CTGGCCAGAGATATGAGTTTTCTTATATTGCCACATCGTAGCACACGGCGATATGAGTTTTAGCAACGATTCAATGCTTCGCACCAGTCGGTGGTGAGTTCCTTTCATTGCGAGATTGAGAATAAATAGACTTTCTCTTCCCAACTATGGAAAAAAAAAAACCTTGCTCTGCTAATCAAATTACCTAAGGCACTAGGCCTACAACCCAGGGACGGGATACTTTGACCCTACGACTGGTCTTGAACCGACGGACTGAGAACCTTAATAGGTACGAACCAAAGGAATGGGAGAGATCTGAAGAGAGGAGCTTGAAAAACCTGACTCTATACGGCTATGATGCTCAGGGATGGACACACTGGCAGATTGCCACAAATGGGGTTTACTGCGATTTCCACACATTTTACTTGATACTCGCATTTACTAATATTTATAACATGATTCACTTAATGAAGAATACGACTTTAAGTACAAGGCTCACTCTTACTATATCTACTTCCCCTTGTAGATTCCCTCAAATTAAATACCTTTCTATTCTTGCCCGTTATGTTGTTATTCGTCACCTTTCTGATTATCCTATACATTCTGGTTGGATAGAACTCAATTCTAGCATTGAAAGATGTTTGTGTCTATATTATACATAGATACTCGCGGTTTATTAGAGGTGTGTTTCACCTTCAAGATCGCTGTCAATGGAGGTGACATTACCTTCATAATCGGTTGTATAGCTACGGCCCTCTTTAAGCATGCTCTAATGAAAAGATCCACATTCACTAAATTTAATACCCTTTAGACCATTCATGTAGATGCATGGGGAGGAAAAGCAACTTTGACATTGGGCAAAGCAATGACTTTGACTGATAAGGATGGAATGCGACATCCCCTATTTTGACGGGATTTGCATATCGCTATCTCTTCACTAGCTCGCCGTTGTGGTTTCTTTCGTAGGCCCAACGATATAGACTAGAATTAAAGCCTAGCACAAAGCCCAGATGTGGTTAGCTAGACATTCTACTCGATATCTTAGGGGCTGCAATGATCATATAGGTCTAATAGGGCTGGAACCACGCCTCTCACACCCGCGTAAATCTTATAAAGCAAGAACAAACAGAGAACAACCTAGCAAACCCACTGAATAGACTGGACAGGACGGCTGCTTAGAGAAATGGATGGAAGGAGCGGCTGCTTTGATAGAGGCCGGAACTGCCTTAAAATAATAAGAACGTTCGGACTGGATATATTTTCTAGTACTCTCTCATCTTACACGTATATTTTACCCTGACCTTGCTTGAGCCTAGACTCTTACAAGCTAGATGCCGCCCCGGTATACCGCTTCAAGCCAGATTCCTCGTTCTATCAGATTAACCGAACAAGGGCCGACGTTCAGCAGTGATTTCGACATGTCATATACGAGAAAACTGGATTGGTTTTTTATTGATTTGTTTTCAAAAGGATAAAAAGAAATGCCAGGTATATGTAGTGCAGCTTAATGTTGTTTGTTTGTTGTTCTCCCAGGCTGTGAGATACCAGACCGGAGCTGTGATATAACAAGACAAGGAGTGGTAGTTTTTAGAAATATGAACTAAAAGAAATAGAGTGAACTGCTAAGGAACGAGCGAGGTTCCCACCTCCCAAATATTACCATGAGGGGAGAACCGAGCGGGTATTGATTATTGAGTTGAGATCCTGAAGGCACTGAATGGGGGATATATCTTCCTGGAGAAATATCTCACTACCGAGCTAGGTACTCCTCAGGGTTCTTTAGTGAGCCCACCACTTCTATGTAATATCCTGCAGAATAAGCTAGATCCATGGCTAGAAGCGTATGTGGGCTCTTTCAATAAGGGTGGCGCAAACCCAATCCTGAATGGCGTCGCCTTACTCGTGCAGGTAAACTTGCAGAAGTTAACGCTCGTAATATGGGTAGTCGGATGTCGAACCATGCTTAAAACAAACGAATGATGCTTCTTCGGTACGCCGACCACTTCATTAGAAGAATCTTTGGATCCAAGATGTCCGATGCGATATAATACTGGTACCCTACTATTCTGACTATACTAACTAGACTACTGGGGTCAGGCCTAAACCAAACCCGTTTCACCCCCACCATCAGGAAGCGCGAAGGACTAGATGGTCTTATAACTTTCTTTCAAGGATAATATACTTACTGGGATCACTCTATTAGCTACCCTATATCTCAACCTACCTAATAGCAAGACAAATTGTATGTAGCATCGGGCACGAAAGATATAACAAAACACGTATCACCTCTCTAGACTGGATGCGAAGGCTCATTTCGAGTGGGGCAGATCTATAGCAACATCTTTGGTAATTGGATCGTGATCGTATCCTACCATACCTACCTACCAATATAAAGTTAACACTTATAACTGCGGGGACGGGTTGAGGTAGAGTCGGGCGGAGCAAGCCCTATTTTACCTGGTAGTATAGGAAGAAAAGACTTCTCAGCTGAGTTCAGTTAGGGAATTTCGCCATTTGCCCTTACTTATTTTTCATTTACATTCAATACCAGATTGACATATAGGATCTGGCCAAGCTTCCTGGACACGGTTGCTTTAACTACAACAGGAGGATTCGCCTTCATCTCTAGTGCAATCATTATCTACGAGATTCTTTTTTGTTTTTCACATATTTTAGTGTGGTCTAGTCATATATTCTACTGCAAGCAAGACGTAGACTAAAGAAAGATGCCCATCCTCACCCCTCAGCTGCTATTTCTTTTAGTGGCTACGGCTTCTACCTTTATTGACCGTCGCTTATATTAGGTTCCAAGTTACGGTCAAACCACAACGAGATAATAACCATTCATAGGCTAGTGTTGGTGGTGAGGCAAAAGGTGAGGTGGAAGATGTCAAACCTGATCAGTCAGACTTCAGGGAAGGTATAAAGCAAGCTCCCGTATCCTGATACCACCTTTGCTGTGTAAAGCATATTGAATGTTTGGAATCTATGGCCTTCTTTTTCTTGACTTGAATGTAGTTTGAATAAGCAGGGAAATGCTTTGTTTAGAACTACGTACGTTACCCCACCCAGATAGACAGACAGACCCTTGGTTGGGGACCTCGGATAGGCCTATGTATTCTCAACGAAAGAAAAAGATGTGCGCTTTACACGCCTTATTTTATGTGTTATCAAGGCGAAAGAGAAAGGTCAAAGTCAAATGTATGTACTTTTTTGAAACGTTTGGGAGATTTTGCGGTAGCATTTCGTATCGTACGCAGGCCCGAGAGCATTTCTTTCCATTTACGCAACCTTGGCGGCCTTTCTTTGTTCATTCATTTTTATATTCTCGACAAGCTACTTACTTTGCCTCAGCCCGCTTAACCAACGAGAATATACCCAATAAAAGTTGTTACTTTTTGAGTAGTTTGCTTCTGCTTTCGAAAAAAAAGATGAGTATAACAAGGCCCTAGCTCTTTACTGAGATGAGCAAGAGAGAGACAGTTTTTTTTTCTAAAGACGTTAGTTCTGAAAGTAAAAGAGGTTAACCTAGTTCCCACCGGAGATTCCTTTCGGACAGCAAGTACTACTCGCCTACTCTTAGCTCTTGACAAAGCAAAGTCAATTAAGCAAAACAACATATAGCAAACACAATAAAGTAGACATAAGAAGTGGTGTTGGGAGGAAAGCAGGGCCGTCGCTTTTGTCTAGGCAAAGTATTCAGGTGAAAGGCCGCCCTTGCTAATGAGTTGACGCGACTTGGTAGTGTCTTTTCTTTTGTCGAACAACCTTGCAATCTCGTGGGGCGCTAGGTAGGCTTGAAAGAATAAGCTTGTTGTTTTGTCATATAGAGAATGTAGTTTAGTTTCATAAGCTTATATATTAAATAGTTTATCAAAGTAGTGTATCGAATGCAAAAAGACCAAAGCAAAGAATAAACTGAATAGGAAAGCACAGAATAGGAAAAGTACCAGCCAGCTATATAAATTTGGTTTGGCTACATGAGCCTCTATACTACCTATGAGCTTCTCCGATCAGTCTTTACTTCGGTGACTGAAGGTGCTAGCCCGTAAGATAATTCTTCTTACTGTCAAACCGGTGAACCAATTCCATAACTTCTTGGCTATACCTTTCGTTCAGTGTATAGTAATATGAATGAATGAAAAAAAAAAAGTACGTCAGAGAAATAAAGAATATTCTTTTCGATAGTGAAGTTCAAGTTCAGTTTATTATAGCTCTTGAATGGAAGACATGGTTTCTATTTTTCCCCGACTCAACCAAGGCGCGAAGCGACCGGGAACCTTCTTTCTCAAGGGAAGGCTCTGTATTCTCTTTGAAAGCTAATTCGAGAAGGGAAGAGATAGGAAGTATCAGACTAAGAAAGCAATAAAGCAAAGTCACTTCACTCCGATGGGCGGAAAGGCATGAATAGGCTGCTATTAAATCAGCTGTTGTTGGAGTATCAGAGAATCAAGCAAATCCCCTAAAATGCTAATAAAAAAGTACCGAAGATGAGGTCGCTTATGTTTATTGGTTGAAAACAGTGAAGCGCGGAGCGGGATGAAAAGGCTGTCTAGTAATCCAGTGGATGGTACTAACTAATTAGAGTTTATTGGCTTTTGGTAGTAAAGCAAGGTTCGCAGAAAGTTTCGATTGCCTATTCCCCGGCTAGCACACTACTTTCTTCCATATAAGACATGCATTCTTTAGGCTTGACACTCGCAAATGCGCCAGTCAAATTAATAGTAAATTTGGAGAGAAAAAATGTGTATGATCAGTGACCATCGAAAGAGTAAGTCAGGCCATTCCAGTCAGCGGTTAACCCGTGTTTTTTAGGAAAATCCCTTTTTCATTTACATCTAGGATGTTCCAGGAATTAGCACATGAAACTTCCTCAACAGAACGCTGAGGCCCTGTCACTCCTCTTTTTAGCTTCAAGAGAGAGGGCGGCTTGAAGGAGTGAAAGAGAAATAGGGCATGCTCTCTCTAGTAGAATCAGGAAGGGCAGGAACTTCTTTACTGACGGCGACTGATTTCACTAGTCTCATAGCCATGTATGTATTAAGAGATTAAGCCGATCGGAGAAGAAAAAATTATATTATTAGCTTATTACCGGAGGACTAACCAATTGCCCTCTTTAGCTATAACCAAAGGCTCCCAAATAACCCTACCTTTTATTCTGAGTGTCCAAACCAAATCGCTATGTCGAGCTGGGCTTCAACAAATTTAACTCAGCAGTTTATTGAATTTTGAGTTAGAAGTCTCGCCTGTGAAGCTTACTTCCCTTGGAAAGTGGGCAAGGGATGCGTTTGCTTTGGTAGGAGGGGTCAAGTCATAAGGTAATCCTTCTTGAATTTTATTGAAACACACAAAATATAACTAACTATTTAATCCGGTTCTAAATAAAGAAGAAATTTGCATACAACCGGTTGACTTCTCCAGTAACCGGTCACCAGCCGGTAACAAAGGAAGTGCGGTTATTTTCGTCAAGTTCAAAAATACCTCTGTCAGTGCCGTCGTCTTTCTTTTGCTTATTAGATAGTTTAAGTCCATAGAAAGAATGCCCAGCTCTACTTGGGAAGGTAGTCTCTTACTTTAGCAGTGCATAGGCCGAACTTGGTCCTATTCTTCATCCACACAAACACAAATTGACTGCTTCACAGCTCCTTCCCTCTATTCAATTAAGTAAGCAGCTCTCTGGGTCCCTACAGATGAGACTTTTCTCTATGATTTTAGAATATAAAAAGAAGCTCTTTCTTGGTGATAGAAGAAAGTGACGTTGACACCGCCCATATACCAATGGACAAAGTGTCTTATCAACGGTTCAGTATGGCTGCTATTTTCTCTACGCTTGAGTCAAGTGGCACAGAAGTTACTAGATATGTTTTCTTTTATACGAAGAGAAGAAATAAGCACTGCTCGCATTCAGTCAGTGACTACTCATATTGGATCATGGCTAAGTCACGCTTCTCTTCTATTACCACTTTGACACCCCTTGAGGACTGCTTCCTCATTTGAATGGCGGAGGTGCGGGTAACCTTTGCTTAAGAACCTGCGTTACTCTATTGCTGGGCACAACCTGGTAGAAAGGGTGTTGGCAGGCAAGTCAAGGAACACTCACCTACCGATAAAAAGTTTTAGTTAGTTGTCTTTAGAGAAAAAACAAGCTTGCTTGCCCGGCTACTGTTCTTTCCCCTCTTCCCATCTTTATTCCCTTCCAAAACAAACCAACAATATATGATCAAATGTCAAAAAGCCAAATTCGCTAGAAGAAGGATTTATTTCTGTGAGCATATAGCTAGCTTTCTCTGGCACGTGACGAAAGTGCCTTTTCTTTGCTTCTGAGATGGATTCTTTCTTAACTCGCCCTATTTTCTTACTTTCTGCGGCTTATGCCTCGCTACGCGCCTGCTCTTGAAGTTCAGTTCCGGTGAGCCCGGATTGGATTAGTCGCCAATCAAAGTAATCTTGTGACTAGTAAAAAGTAGCGCAACGAGTTCGGTGGAAAGATAAACCATTCCCGTATGGAGCCAGCCCCCCTCCAAGGGATGTCTATATGGGGTAACCACTTTATCAAGGCTTCCTCGAGAAAGATTTTGGGAGTAGGATTCCTTTCTCTGGTATCAGGGTTCTTTAGCACCTCCATTGGAATTGTTTGCTTTCTTTCTTTGAAAGTGTAAGTTCTCCAATCATTGGTTGTTCATATTTACTTCTGTCGGGTGTATATTTTTACATTTTGTTTCTTCCATTACTAGTTTGCAAAATAGTATCCTGATTCATGTTATGGTGCTTTTTTCACAGTTATGAGCATAATTTTGTGGTTTTTTCACAGACATCCCCTGTCATATTTCGATTCTCATCCTGACCCTCTTTGTTTGAACGCGCACTAACTAACAGTATAGGTTGGTGTGGAATGGTGTAGCTCAATAGAGACGACCTAGGTAATGAATTCAACCAAAAGCTGGAACACTATGATTTGGTAAGTAACAACGTGATCGTGATCTTTTGGTACCTTTGTTGGCTGTAGTCAAACTATGATTATGAAACTCAGGATCAAAAAAGGAAACAGTTTGGGCAGAACTATACTATATATTATATTAGTAGAAGCAGCTTTTCTTTAGTAGAATTCCGACTTTGTTTGTATCTACGATCTTCCTCTAGCTTTAGGAAGGATAGACTCTGGAGTGGAAGTTGAACTCAAAGTATCAAATTAATTATTACTATAAGTAGGTTCCCAGGCATTATAGTTAAAGGGAACCTTTGCCTTAATTTAACTCCTTTGGGACTGGGCCTATTCAAGACTTTTGGGGTGGCACCATTGTTTTGATCTGACTGGTTGAAATAAATGGTTAAGGCAGGACTTCCCTCAGCCGTTCACAAGCAGGTTGTGATGATTGGCTAAGCCTGAGTCTTTGTTCCACTCCCGTTTGAATGTTCAATATGGTTGGAACAATATGGTAGGTGAAATCTCAACGCCGGGCTTTATCTCTAGGGTCAGGAGTGAAAGTCAGTGAGCTCCCTGTAGGAAGGGTGAATCCAAAGCAAGTGCTAATTCTGAAAGAAGCGAAGAACCGTATTCCTTAAAAGTCTTATAAGACTTTCCCAACCCTTAGTTCTTCAGCTCTCACTGCAAATAAGCCGTGACTAACAAAGTAAATTATTGATACCCCATGCATAGCTACCCCGCAATGGAACGTTACTTGTGGAAGCCAGTAAAGACAGGATTTCTTTCACTCAAGCATAATCTGGAATCCTTGTGTTTTGTGGTGATTACCTGAAAGGATGCCAGTATTTAATATTAGTATCAGTTGGCATAGGCATCTTCCTCACGAAAAAAAAAGGGAATGAATGGTTAAAAAGGAAATGTAGCTGCAGGGCGTATCCCCCAACCAATTGTCCCACACAAGTAAGCTCCGCGCGTCTAAGCATTAGAGACTGATGCTGTATCTATAAAGAACAAAGATTAAAACAAAATTACAGGTCAACCGGGCAGGACAAGCTTCCTTCGTTCTCATTGATATTGGCAATTAGGAGGGTAGTTTTCTTAATGAATGCAAAGGTATGCAAAAAGTCTGGTATAGTGAATACTTTGTCTTCGAGGTGCTTTCACTTCTTCGCAAACTCTTTCCTAGATAGTTGGGATCGACCTCATAGTGCTACTAAAGCCTAATTAAAGGCATTCATCTCTTCAGCATTGATTAGTGATCTTTCTCTTCTCACTTGTAGGAACTCTCAGCCTTGCTTTATCTTGATAGTCCCTTACCACAGACAGAAGCCAGCCACACAGCAGCTATTGTATCACTAGCTCAAGCTATCACTTATTCACTAAGTAAGGAAGGATCTATTAAATAAAATGTAAGCTCTTGCTTTATAAGTTATATATATTAATCACTTCATTAGCCTTTTCCATGAGATGGCTCATAGCATGGTGCGGGCTTCTACCTTTCTGACCGGCTAGCAAGCAGTCAGTTAGTGATTAAAAGTATAGCACCGGTGCTTGCTTGTTTATAACCATATAGATAATCCACTTCTTTATTGATAAAAGGGCTATCTATGAGGTAAGTATACGAGACCTGTGTGCTTTACATATATAGGGGAAAGAAAGACGATCGGCTAGGACAAAGTATACATACCAGCTAATCACTCGTCTAACCAAGTAAGGTTGCAAGTCCTTGGTAAGTGTATGTGACTCGCTCCAGCACACAAGAGGAGATAAAAGCAGAATTAAGTTCCATATATATCCCCAAACTCTTGTTACCTTTTATAAGGTAATGGAAGATATTGGCGAGCCACCACTAATGTATAAGAAATACTTCTTACGCTAAAACACTTCATACCTTTTACTGATAGATGAGTTACCCCCAGTACAGTAGAATCTACCTACCTTTGGAAGCACAACACTCCCACCCTCATTATCATATCCAACGAAGGATAGTTTTAGTCTCGAATCTACTTAGGGTATGACTGGGCACAAACACATAGCATAAACAACCATAAAAAGGAGAGTGACTTCATAGTCTACTTGTTAAGGGAGTCGACCGATCCCATAGCTTCTCGAATGGTGGATTCAGCTTGGAAGGAAGGCAGGAGATTAAAGGGAAGGAGAGTGGGTTTTCAACGGCTAATGGTCAATAATGGTATTTGCTATGACAATGATTGTAAGCTACTATTTCTGCAGTGCCAGCGTTGGAAGAAGGGAAAGAGAGTGCAAGCTATACACTAGCGTCAGCCTGCTTTCTGTTCTGGCAGCTGGAAATGCTAGTAGTAGTGGTGGGCAAAGAAGCTTTCCTCCGCAAAAGCAGGAAAAGGAAGTCTCGTGGTCGTCGAAGCTAAAGATACGCGTTATCTTTCATCTCTTCACTATATAGACCATCTTTTGTATTCAATATCACATCAAGCCTCTCCCTACTACATATTGCAATTACCCGGCTATTAGGATTTATCCCAAATCGACCATACAGACTGTTCATTAATAACTTCATTATATAAGCCAATCCATCATGACCTAAATCTTTATATTTTTTTCTCTGCTTGTGTAGCACATCAACATATTAGAAAAATGTGTAATTTCCCCTTTTATAGAGATACCCTCTCAAAGGTAAATCCCTACACTTATTACCCAACCCCAAACGCCCTATATCTGAGGTGTTCAAGCAACGAGGAATCATACACAAATAGACTATTGTAGAGTTTAATGAAGAAGAAAAAAGGAGGAAAGAAAGAACTCTTGTATCAGACTACTGGAAAGCTTGAAAAACCATCAATCACCACTTGCGAGGGATGCTTAACAGGTTCACCAAAATGTAGCTCTTGCTTTCACGCTAGGTAGGTATAGACAAACTTATAGCACAGGCCTTTCTTTCACCGTCTTTCATTAACTGTCCTATAGATCAGCATCAAACCGCTAAGTGGATCAGCCCGCGCATTGTGAATTAGATCTGCCAGAGCTATGTGATCAGCCAATAACTGCTATCTATGTCTCTAAGCCTAGATGGTGATGTAGATCATCCATCCCAATCACTGCTAGATCTGCCATAACTCAATAAAAAGACCCGTTCTATCACTGCTAAGTAGATCAGCCTGCCATATAGACCCATAGGCCAAGAGGTCAGCTTTACTTGATATCTATGCAGATAAGCCCCCTAAATCAATAGGTGACGGTGTTGAAACAATAGCATTAATTGGTGCAACCTGCGGTATTGGAATTGGAACTAGTCCTGGAAAGAAGATTTTCAAAGAGAATGGATGCCATGAACAAGTGTATCAATTCATGAGTTAAGGAATACTCTGGGGAAGATTGGGCATTGGTTGCGGGGAGGAATCTCGCAATTCTAAAGCAAAAGCAACTACAAGAAAGTAAAATAAAGATGGTTGGCAGTTTTGTAGACGAAGGCGCAGTCCCCTTCTGTACGGTAAATTGATATGTTGTGTAATTTCTTTACATTCGTAAGAGCATGTGTAATGAGTGGAGTTGTTTATAATTTCTCAGCAAGAGTCTATTGCCACTCTTCGAGCTGCATTATCGAAAGCTCCATCTTCCGAGAAAAAAAGGCAACTCAAGTAATAAATAGAGGAGGGCACTTCCTGGGTCCTAACCATAGTAGGAGGTAGTCCCCGTTCTCCAGATCCGGATAGGAAAGTAAAGGGAAAGGTGATCATCTAGTATGGGACGGACCTAAGAGAATAGCAGAGATGCTAAGTGAAGTTAAGAGCAGTCAGGTACAGCTAGTGGATCTGGTTCCTTCGAATAGAATCGAATCTAATAGATTTCGAAGTTGGGCTTGAAAGGCCGTGGTCACACTGAAAAGCACTGAAATTCATAGAAAAGATCAGAAATGCAATGGAATGCAAGGATCTCTATTTCCTACCTTGGCCAGTGCCTATGATTCTAGCATTTCCACGGGGGCGACCCGCTTCACTTTACTGAAAAGAGGTAGCTAGAGAAAATCAATGAAATACAAGATGAAACTTGCTTGATGCCTATCGTTTGTAGATGAGTTGCACATGTCGGTTTATGCTTCGAAAAGAGGTATCTTATTTCTGGTTTCAGGGAAGCATCCCAAAAGGTATCTATTATGTGTTTTTGACTTTCGAAGGGTATCGTTGATAGGTTCGTATCTTTGGCCCGGAATTAGTACTTCAGATGCCCAGTCCAGTAGAGTCTAGTAGTGGCACTGGTAGCAGAACGGTTTCTTTGAAAGAAGTCATGGGACATAGTAGGCCGGGCCGAACAACTTCCTAAACTACTATCAACCGGATTCTTCCTCTGTACTGGACTTAGCTACTGTTGGTTGCGTCTTAGAGCTCCTGGAACAAAGGTTGGGTCCCACCCAGGAAAAGAAAATATCCTGCTGTAGACCGGCGATCGTCAGGGCAGCCAGCCCAATCAGCATCACTAAAGGCCTTCAGGGAAAGAGTAGAGAATGTGCAAAGCTGAAGTCCATGAGGAAGAGTTCCTTTGACGTAGGATACGCTTGACAGCCGTCCAATGAGTTGAAGTTGGTGCATGCATAAAAAGTGAAACCTGATTGACAGCATAAGCAATATCTGGACGAGTAATTGTAGCATACTTCAGACCACCAACCAAACTACGATAAGCTGCAGGATCAGCTAGAGAATCGAGAAAGAGTGGCATCAGCAAGGACTAGTGGATAAGTAGCAGAGTAGGCTTTCGCAGCAAGAAATCGCGGAGAAGCTTGTTCTTGCCGTTAAGAAATCCCACTAGTTTAATAAAACAGGATTCAGAACAGAAATGACATCGTCCACTTCAGTTTAGAAATGTTAATAAGCTAGAGTAATAAGTAAGTCAATTACAGCGTTGCGAGCAAATAAATAGGCTCTTGTGGAATAGGTTGAGGCCCTTTACTTATAGGTCACAAGGATAAACTACTACTGGGGCAAGGCGCGGAGCGGAATAGGCAGTCATACAAGATGGGGTTGCAGGAAAGACTTTGGAAAAGGAAGCTTTTACAGGTAGAGCGAGTGAACAGGCTGAAACATAAGCAGAAACGAAATAGGCTGGTCTAACAGGGTATTGGCATTCAACGGTAATAGTGAAGATTAGGTTGAAAAAGCATATGCACGGCTACTTGAAGAAGCTGGTATTCCCCCAACAAGATTTAGTTGGAGTGGTTTAAATAGGGAAAGTTGGAGTAGCTGCTTCAAAGGCTAGAAGTCAAGTAGTTGGCACCGGATATGCGCGAGTGAGTAGGCACAGGGCCGGTATTGAACGCGCGGTATAAATAGTAGAGCTGGCCAAGCATGGCATTGAGGGTTTCAGGACTTTTTATTGTCTGGAGTCGTAATAGTGAGCTGGTTCTTGGTCGCCCCCGTGTACTGCTGCGTTTTGAGCAGGGGCCTGCTGGTTCGGCATGGGCCCTTTATGAGCAATCGGGCCATCAGCGAACTTCTAAGCATTGGGCATAGGGCCTTGCGCTGATGAGTTAAAAGGGAATGTCAAGCCCTTGCGCCTTCCCCTGGTCGATCCATAGCTGTATTGAAGAATGTGAGTTGGCAACCCACCCACCCAATGGATGGGACTGTAGGAAAGAAGAGAGAAATTGAGTTTTTATACCGATCTTCGGGTCAGGCTGCACCTTTAGCTTTTCCTCCAAATCCAGTCAGTGAGGCAAATAAGGAAAGTCAAAGCCTAAAAGAACGGAAGAAATAAGAGTTGAAACCCAGTCTCCTATTTTCGTAGAAAGACAAAAGGTACAAAAGACATAAAACATACTATCTATGCAATATTTCACATTATTCATTCCTGCTTACCTTCTGCATTTCATATAAGGTAGTACGTTTTCTGTGGAAAGCAAGGGCACAGCGTCCGAAAAGAACAAGCAAGGCCGACCAATAGAATTGAATCAGACCCGACGAGGTAGGTGAGAGCTTCTGCGAAGCGGAAGACAGGATTTATGGAAACCATGTTGAGCCAGGGTACATGCTACACCTCTAGTTAAAGGGAGTACTCCGTGACCTCCGACATCAGCTAATCAGAATGCCACCTAACACAAGCAGTTCCACAAGCCTCTTTAAGCTATCCCTCCGCACAAGAATAGAGATTTTTTTTATGCAGCATCAGCACTGCTTTTTCTTTGCTTTTTACTTATACTGACCTGGCTATACTTGACTAGCTAGCTGACTTGTCCATACTTGTCTACTTGTTTTCTGACCGCCCTTTCCAAAATAGGATATGTTTCCTGGCTGGGGTCGAATTAGAATAGAAAGAAGAAAACCAGCTCGCTCGTGTAAAGTATGCCACTTGCTTACCCGCCTCGACCGATGATGCCTCTTGTTATTGGTTTTTATCTTGCTTTTGCCAACAGCACACGATTATGTGTCTCCTTACAATGACCGTATTTCATCTCCTTCAAAACGAAAGATGCATTCTGGACCTGCACCAAGCCATTTCTCTCCACGCTCCCCCGGATCTCCTACTTAATATGTGCGAGTTCACCCCACGATACGGAATAGGATGACCCGGCAGTGAAATACTATTCTTTACGGGATGTTCCAATTCATATCTAATGAGTTTCATTGGAATAGAACCAAAAGATGAATCTGGGATACTAGCGTCTGATACTTTAGTTGAAAAAGAGGCGCCGCCAGAATCAATCAATTCAGTTGAAGAAATGCAGAGTGCTTAAGAAGACCAAGGAAACTCAAGCTGTCTGTTGTCCACACCGCTGAAACTCTCTCCCTCCGACAGCGGGCAAGGAGCTCAAGCAGGCACCGCCACATAAGCACCAAAGAAGCCCTGGGCCCGATTAGTACATAAAAAATGGAAACCTTCCCTTGCTTGAAAAGAGAGAGGCACTTACTTTAGCTTTAGTGAATTCCCACTTCAATTACCATCCCTTGCTTGCCTCGGTCGAATCCAGATAGTAGACCCGGGTCATGGGCCTCATATTCCCCCCGAGGAACCTATTTACGTTGTTACAGTTCCTTAAGCATAACCAGTGGAGACCACTGATCTATACCCATCCGATACGAGAGTGACTTTCTGACTACCTACAGTAGCATATCCCTGTAGAGATTCCGGATTCTCGAAGCCGTATAACTTTCTTTTAGTAGGAATTAGCCAGCAGGGAGTGGTTAGGTAAAGTATCTAGTTGGTCTGGATGGAAAGTCTCTAGTTGGTAGCACTTTATTTAAGGGATATCTATTTGCCCATAGCATCAATAAAGTCAAAAAGGAAGTCAGGCTGCACGTGGACTAGTAGCCAAAACCATAGAAGTTTATTATCCAAAAGAGCTTATTCAATGCCAAAGCCTACTGAATGACTTCTCCTCAACCTTTAACTTCCGATGATGGACCACACCCGCGCTTACTAAAACTGTCATCTTTGAATGAGGGATTTTGGACTTTACTATATATGATATTACTCGATGCACAATTCTTCTCTTTCCAGGAGATTCGATTTCCTGCCAACTCTTTTCCTTCTTGTCTAACTATTCGTTCCAGTGAGTAACTACTACTTCTTTTGGAGAGATACACTACTAACGTTACGAGCCAAAGAGCGGGCCGGAAAAAATGCCACCAGATCAAAGGCTGGTAACCAATGCCAGCTAGTAAGAGAACCAAAGCAAAACACATAGCAAGACAGCAACTGAATGTATCTGGTACCAACACAAAGTACCAAAGAGCCCAATCCCATAACATAGCAACACATACCCAAAAGACCAAAGCACCACAATAATTTACTTAAGAGTAGAAAAGTGTTGGCCTCCTCATGAAAACTGTACCGGTACCTTGTTGAGCACCGGGACACCTGTCCCCCGAAGAAAGTCTTCCGTCTACCGACGAAATGATATATTTTGCTTCCTACAATGTGAGATTTGAAAATATGATCTGGTATGCTTCCGACATTGTGGCAGATGATTTGCGCCTGCGACAGCAATATATAGGTGGACTTCACCCCAAGTTTGCTCAATTGATCGACCAACCCGGCACGGAAGACTGAAATACAGGATGAAGTAAGGTGTCTCCTTAATTAAATATTGAACAAAAAGAACTGTATTTCGTGCCCCTGCTTTTGCGTCCTTTTCACGTGTGTATAGGGATAGGAAGCGCGGGAATCAGTCTGAGGTGGGAGTCCGGCGACTTTGCTATCGAATTGGAGAGTGAAAGGCCCAGTATCTATACCAAAGCGAGAAGCCTCTTAATGATCGATAAGGAAGTTCAAACTCTCTTTGTTGGGAGCTTTCTTCCCGTGATACAAAGAGATTCTGACTCCTTACCCCTTCGGCCACAGACGGGGCGCCCCGGTAATATGGCACAATCGGTTAAGACACATGAGTCGTAGGGGCATAAAAATGCTCGCAAACAAAGGCTTGTTGCCAAAGGTGAAGACGGTAGAGATGATCTTTCGTGAAGATGGTGTGCTTGGTAAACAAAAAGGGGTGAGTTTTTGAAAAACGGGGCATGAGTTCAAAAAGGAAAGGCTAGAATTGGTTCACACAGATGTGTGGGGGTCTTTCCCTTGGCTTCCATCACAGAAGATGTCAGCAATAGCAATCCTGCAGTCAATAGAAATCAGTAACTACACTTACCCCTACACGAAAGTCGTTTTCTAATTGATAGAGCTCGTGGATCTGTTCATTCATAGCATAGGGGTAGATCCTTTCCCGAGGCGGATGATCTAATTTTATCCCAGTGAGTAACGTAGGCATGTTACGAACAAAAAGGCCAGAATATGACACAGAGACGGACTACGTACACTGCACGAAGAGCCGGATCAGAAATAAAGAAATGGATTGGAACTGGGAAACAGAAAAGAAAGAAGAACCGCACTCAAATGCCACACCGGTAGTGAAATGGGTAATCCAAAAGTACTCCGCGCTCAATTTGATCTTCAGGATCTCGGCTCCACTATTTCCTCGGCATGAAGGTCTCTCGTTCTCGTCAAAGTCGGAAATGGGCTCATCTAATCCTACTTGGCAAGTAATGTCAAACCTGACTCTATAATATGGCTCGAGATATTGAATATAGGGAGGAATTCATCGGGCATCAAGTAAACTCAGGCATCAAGGAAAGTCAGACTTGAGGATGGAAGGGGGAAGGAGCCAATAAGCCACCGTCAGTGTACCAGTCATTGGGGCAGGTGCCGTGTGTTCGGTCTACCTGCCTTTGCCCCGGATGAAAAGATGCTGACGAGTATTAAAGGTTAGGCCAAATGATTCTAAGCTTGAGGACCTCCGGGCGGGCCTAAATGCTGGAGTTTAAGAATGAAGTCTACTTCTTACTGACTTTCTTAGAGGGCTTCCTATATGCTTAACACATTGGCGTCTAAGGCTAAGCTTTCTTTCTAATGGTAAGCCGGGGATCTCATAGTCCACTTAACCCGCCGCTCTCTTTACGTCGATATAGGTTGCTTTTTTTGATGACTAGTCCCGTATAGCCGGTAGGCCTTTGTTTCTACCTCCTCGACCTAGTCTCACTTTTACTAAGGAGGGAGAGAAGAGGGTTCTCCGGGACGGAAGACATCTCTCACTCGTGCATATATGGATGGGGAGGCTACCTCTACAAGGGAAGAAACTGAGCTGCAGAGATTTTGGCAATACCAACGGGGATCCAGATGATTGAAGAACTCCAACTGAATGATGCTATACTCGAATCTGATTCTGCTGCAGCTTGACATTTACTTCAAAATGCTGATATCTCGAAACCCTATCTTATTAAAATGGGGGGACTTTACTTCAGTACTGCAAGACTAGGATTCAAAGCATGTGCATCATCCTTAAGCACACACTCAGAGAAGGCAATCAATGTGCAGACAGCAGCAATGGCTTTATATGAAGAAGAGGATTACAAGACCCTTGAAGTGAATCCATGGTCGACCCTCTCACAAAGTTATGATTCGGTACGCCGTGCGCTCGAAAGGAGGCGGCCCTGACTTAATAACTCGGGGTTTTCGTCTCCTTCCTTTAAGATTAAGAAATATTTAGGTGCATACTATAGAAGGATTGTACAGAACGCGCTGCGCGCCTGCCTTCTTACTCGTCTAAGTTAAGAGAGACCCGCTCTTCGGAATAGAAATAAGACGGGAGGGACTTATTTTTGAAGTGGAAAGAACGCTGCGCGCCTCCCTTTCTTTGACTACCTAGATATAGTAAGTAGTTCATTTCCTCTGTAGTATAGTGAGTTTTTTTCGGGTGAGGCTTTCGATCAGAAGGAAGGGAGCTACGGCTAGTAATATTTTCTTGTTTCACCAACACCCTTTCACAACGAAGAGCTTATCCCGACTACTACTCTTGTGGAAGCAGACAGCTCGGCCCAAGAAAAAGAGTTGCTGATGTAGAAAGGGGGACTTTTTATGCGCTTGTGTAAGCCCCTTGAGTAAGTGGAATTTCCCTAACTAAAAAACATTTCCCATTTAGGTAGGTCTCCTTCCAGCGGGGGAGCAAGAGAGAATCTTTCACTACAGCGTCAACTCCGATCGTAATGGAAGCTATTTCCAAAATTCCATAATAAGACATTGAGCCGTAGGACAGTTGAAATCTTAGAAGCTCTCCTGGCTTGAACAACAATACTTTATCTTTCTTATCAACTAACCCTGTGAATAGTGAAAACGTAGTATGATTAGGTAAATAATACCTCTGAAAGAGTTTACTCTAAGTAAGTCAATAAATTAGACACCTGCAATCTATTGATTATGCGGGTGAATCATATCAGTTAAACACACAGTAAATACTACTCAGACCTCCTAGGAGCTGGAGCTCTCAAACAGTCATGTACCGTATACACATTGAATTTATAATTCATCATACAATATCGAACAAGTAGCTATAGCAGCATCCTTTTGATGAATTCAGTTAGCAAAAGTGGCCCTTCCGGCCTTAGCTCTGTCTTTCTTCTTAGTTGGTAAGGGTAATCTTTTGTTTCTTCTTACTTAAGTGCTCTTAGATATTAGTAGTAACATTATCTGATCTGATGTAATCCTGAACAGTGGTTAAATAATGAGACTGATAGCGAACAGGCTTATTCCAAAATGAAGTAAACCTACCAACTTCGTTTACTAGTGTAATAAGGCCGCTAAGGTAGCTGGATATCTCACTTCTCAGTATTTGTATAGAGCACCAGCCACTTTGGATGCATCAGATCGAGAAATACTTTATTCTAGTGCTTGTTCTACATCATTAATAGCACTAAAATTAGTCTTTCCATAGACAATAAATAGGCATATATATGGATATTTTTTTTTCATTAGCTTACGGGTAGGTGCAACAATCTCATAGAGTGATTCCTCTAAGGTATCATGAAGAAAAGGCTGCGAGGATATCTTTATATATCTCACGTATTTTGGTATCCTCTCTTTAAAAGATTCGTACTGAAAGCTAGCTGTTCATCCAATAGAAAGCATGACATGATCTGGTAAGCACTAGATGATGCATCCATAGAAAGAGGTAAGCTGTGATAGGTTAAGTCCTTAGCACACCAATCGCACAGTAACTTAATGTGGGAGGGAAATTAATTGGAAGGGGTATACTTAAGTGTAAATGAGGTACGTGTTTTTCTAAATGAAGGACGCAAAGAAGGAAGTTCAAGCAAGAGAAAGAAGTAAGTGGCTAAGGCGGATTCTCTTGACTCTTCTTATTCAACTGTTTATTCATTCCTTCCCTATCATAGATGGACCCCGCCCGACAGGATGGACCTTTGGAGGCCTGGGTGGATTTACTTAGCTCTTTGGAATTGCTTTTGACTCAGTGAATTACCGCAGCCTTGTTGTTCATTGATTAGAGGGAGGCCCGCCCATGGGCAACACATTCGTTCCTTCCTTTCTTTCTTTTCCCCATATTTCTATATATTATATAGTGGCGATGTTTTTCATTGTAGATTGGGACACTTTGCAACCAGAAGGAATAGAAAAGAGTTCGTTCCTACGTTGACTCTGGGGTGAGGAGTGGGAATCGTGCATACCCCTTAACCTTTTGCATGCCCATGAACGTTGCCTATCAACCCTCCTGAACGTTCTATCCTGCACAAGCAAAACAAAATGGTGGGTCCAGTACTTATACAAGCAAGGAAGGAAACAAAGTATATAACACAATACCGAAGAAGGCAAGATGGTTTTCTTGTGGCCACAGACACTGGTTGAACGAAGGTCTAGCCGGGTTACTAAGCCCATAAACAAGTATTCTCCATCCCTACACTATCTACTACTTGACTCACGAGTTGCTCAATTCATCTGGCGGGATCGGTAGATGTAACAGAACTTGATTAGTTATAAAATGATTATGCTATCGGGCTTGAGAGAATCAAAAATATGAAAATAGAAGCTGAGTCTATGCTTCACCATCAGGGCGCCATGAGTACAGGCAAGAAGCCCTCCGGCTTCTTAGAACAGGCATCATGCCAGTGACGAAAGGAAGATGCGTGAGCTTAAAGCTGAGATTGAGCGAATAACATTACCTGACTTCACCGCCAGAAGCATATCGTCGTTGCCCTCACATAATGAACCTGATGTTGTCTGGTGAACCTACGACATACTCAGCTAAGGAGTACGTACTGAATAAACAGAACACATTGTCTATATACGAAATCCATGTTGTTAATGCGTTGGAACGATTGGAGTTAGTAGCATGAAAAGTGCTTTTTCAATTCTTTTCAGCTCTGGATGATGAGTCACCGATGGTGCGTGTTTCAGCCTGGATCATCTTGCTCGTCAAACAAGCTTCTCATATGAAGGCGCGCAGCGGCGTGGTAATGTCTCAGCAGGCCCTAAGAAAAAGGGTAAGGGTTTGATGGGTAATAAGGCCAAGAAAGAAGAAGAAGGTCAAGGTCTGTACAACGTTGCTGGTATATTATTTGAGTTTATGCTTGAGAGGGGAAGAGTAGGTGTTGTCTCCGTTGTGAAGAAAGAAGGTGAGGCTAGCAGGTTGAAGGTTGGTTCATATGCTAGACCTCGTATTACCTGGAACCTCTCTTTGCCCTTTCTAGTATCCCCATAATAATAAATTTTCCAATGGTCTGTAAGCCGTTGCCTTGGAGTGTGACTGATCACCGGAAAGGAGCTACCATTATGCGTGGAATTGCCCCAACTTATCTAAAAGGGGGGTTACTTGAACCCAGGTTAAGAAGAGCTAACACCTCGGAGGTACATGACCTCAAAAGACTATGATCACTTCTAGGTTTGTAAGGTAGTTTATTGGTATTATGCTCAAATAGAGGCTTTGCCGGAGGCTAGAGAACACAGAATAGGCTTCCTCTTCTTAATCTTAAGAGGTAAACGACGGATAGCGCAGAGGCGCGCAGCGTCTAGGTTTATTTACATTTGTATTCTTTGCCAGAACCTTTCAAGCGGTATGATCCAGGAATAGTAAGGAGTGGGCGAAAAGCCTGTCCTTATTGCGAGTAGCTGAATTGAGTGGAAAAACCCTGTGAGTAGAAATCAAGTGCATGGGTATGCAATATTTCCGTTTATTTGGGAAGTAAGGTATCCTGTAATTACCTAGAAGAGAGAAGAGAATTTCAGTAGTAAAGAGAAGAAGTGACGTTAATATAATATTCTTAAGTAGGAAGGTTTGTTTTAGTTGTTCTAGTAGTGTTGTGTAATAGTAAAATTGAGGTCAGTAAAAAGTTGCCGTAGGGAATATGCCTAACTAAATAGGTCGGCTTGTTCTGATTAGCCTGAGTAGTAAGCCCTGAGAAACTGCTTCTTTTGTAGCCAAGCAAGATAGTTTGATAAGCCAAAAAGCATGAACTTGATATCGCAGCTAACTTTCCAACAGGTCCAGGAAAACGCATTTACCCGCTACTATCTATAAACTGAAAAAACATGTTGACTTTCTCGAACAATAAGACATCTTAGAATGTAACCTTCGCCTTGCCCAGCTACTCTCGCTTCGACCGAACCCTCACATATGAAACGTTCTAGCATATTTGCATTAATTTAACAGTGCTGGTGCCTATTCTTCAGAGCTAGTCCCAATTGTGCCTTGATTTGGGTGTGCTACCTTTTGGAACTAGGTGTAGTTTAATGTTGTTTGTTTTGATGTTCATCGCTTCGCGCCGTTTGAGCAAACTGTTGTAGCTCTTATTATTACGTTAGGCTGGAAGGTGTATTTTGTGGCTTTGCTGTTACTAAACTCTAAACAGAGCTTTTGTCTCTGCATTTTGTACTCGATTCTACGGAAAGGAATGGAGATAGGTAGTCTATCGACTACTGCTTATTCGAAAAAGAATGTAGCGAGGCAGTGAAAGACATGGAAAACGAACCAGCTTGTTCACGCGTTTGGAAGCTTGTTAACGAGCCAAAGAAAGAGTGAATCCGATCAGTGACTTAGTGCCGCTGGTACAAGAGCTAGATCAGAGACTACTACTTTGTGCTTCAGCACTGGTGCACGCTCATGTGTGTCGGTTTGCACTGTTCCCACCTTGGCGGCCTTCTCTTATGAAACTATCCATACTATGACTTGGAATATGAAGTGGATACTTGACGTCGTCATAAAACTTAGTACGAAAAATCGTTAAAGCAAGGGAAGTGACTGTTGTAATATTAACAATATCTACATCAAATTCTGTATAAATAATATCTTGAGCCTTAAGCATCATTCCTGCAAGGAGCACAATATCCTGGATCATATACTTTAGGTATATTTCCTTGTTAACTAATAAATTATCTATTCGAACGTTAGAATGATCAACATCACCGCTGCGCGCCTAGTTCAGGGCATAAATCCTTCGCTAGTGATTTAAGGCTACCGGTTAGCAGCTTATATGAATCTCGAATTAGAAATGCATGTCTATCTGAGTACATCACCTTGATTTGATAAAGAATGCCATTACGCATCAAAGGAATTAGCTTGTAATTAGTATGATTTATGAGTAGATGCCTTATAAGCAGTATACCGTCGAATCTAGCCATATTGTGAAAGTAAACCATTGAGCATCCTCTGTTCTTTCGAACCGAAGATTCTACGTATTTAATGAAGTTGGATAGTGTCTTCACACTTCTCTCATGAAAGTCAGCTAGATGAATATGATCTTCCGAATACCACGTTACAACATCAGATTTATTGATAGCTTGACCGGGAGTACATTTAAGCATTCCAATAGAGAATACTACTTGCTCCCAGCTTTCGTAAGCAAGAAAACGGATTAAGTGCGTTATCAAACGGCTTTCTATTCTAATAAATAGTGCGCTCAATCCGTTGCTTGTTGCTTGTTTGTGTAGAACAAAAAAAGAGCTTTTATCGTCACTATTGTCGTAAAGCTGGTTATTCGACGTAAGATGAAGTGGGTAGTCTCTTTTCAGCCAGCTTTCTCTGTTCGTAATCTTGCATCACAGCACTCGAGAGAGAGAAAAGTTAATAAAAAGAATATGCTGACTTTCCGTTCCTTCTTTCATCCATCCAATCACTTAGTGCAAAAGGAAGTTCTCGATTAAGAATTAATAGTTTATTTATCGTACAAGAAAAGAAGTAAGTAGTGTTCTTGTAAGAAGCAAAGAAGAACGGTTCAGAAAAGCAAGTTTTTTACTTCAATCCAGAAAAGAAGCAAGAACATAATTGACGTAACTCACTTATTTAGTTTAGTAAATAGTGTATTAAGTTTACAAAGCAATCTTCTTTTTATAGAATAAGTATACAGCTGGGTAGAAAGTGGTAGTTTTCTTGAAACAAGTTGTCTAGTTTCTTTTTCTATGCCGTTTACGCTTCTTTCCTATTAAAATTAGTATATTTAATATATATCTAGTTTGTAGTGTCTCAACTAGTTCACTTACTTCTGCTTGAGCGAGCGCTAGGAAAGAGAGTTGTGTAGTTAGGCAAGTGTAGTTCTGTTCTTTCTTTTTTAAGGTTTGAAGTTCAGTGCAAGCACCAACTGAGAATAAAATAGAGACTTACAATATAGGATTTTCCTTTAGAGGATTTCCTTTCCTTCTTTTCTGTCAAGCTACTACCTCACTTCATCTTTGCCTTCGTCCAATCGCTTTCTTGCGCAAGGGTGATGGGATGCAGGTGGACCGCGGTGAGTAAAATGGAATCATGTACGATAATTAAGGGCTGGGTACTCCATTCTTGTCTGTCTACTTTGATTGCTTTTGTTTTCCTTCTTTGCTGATGCTTGATTCACTAGATCTTTCGACTTGATTCTGCAAGAGTAGAGAAGAGATAGAAAACGTAATGTAAAACTACACGCCAGCAAGTGTCAGGAAGAGAAGAAAAGCAATTGGAAAAAGAGAATAAGTGAAAGACAAAAGCTGCCGGCCTTGGGCCAGTCGGCTACAGCGAGGAAGTAGCGATATTCCGATTCCCCCTGACGGGATTCCTCTTTACTCTCTATTACCCAGGGCAAGAGTGAGACTTTGAAGACAGGAAAGCGGTCCCTGCGCTACTTCTTTCTGTCAGGGATTCCAAAGGGAAATCCGTATGGATGGAAATGCACTGAGTAAAATCTGTCTGCTGGGGCCTAAGGCAGGCGAGTTTCTTATTTCGAAATCACTTGATGAAAAAGCTTTGCCTCATCCGTTTTTAGTAGAAAGAGACTCCTTGAAGGGAAAGGCAGTTTTTGAACGGAGGACTATAGGAAATAGGGCTTTCAACTGTTGACTGACAGAGGTGGCCGATAAAGCAGTATAGTGCGAGAAAAACGGTCCAAAAAATGAGAAGGTTTGCCAGGTTTAACTCCGGAAAGGGATGGATCGGAATAGGCAAAGTTTCCGGCATTTCACGTTGTCAGGTTTCACTTAAGGTAAGGTAGGTAGCTTCGGTCGACGAGAAAACGGACAAACAAGAAAGCAGGGTACGAATAACGAGGTTCTCTCGAACGAATTGACTAGTCTGGAAACCCATCTATTTTGCTTGGATCACTCCCAATCATTAGTTATTCAGAGTTCGTTCACCATACTACGCCTAGATCGAGATATCTTTTTTATCCTACTTTCACTATGGCTAACAATTGGCATTTGGCATTTCATATTCATCTATCTCTTCCCTTAGCAGATAGAGAGGGAGCGCACTTTCTACATCAGGCATACCTAGTATGTTTGTGAAACCAAAAAGCAAATAGGAATTGGAAAGGGAGGGCGTCCGTGTTCTCGGGGGAGTTCGGATGTAGTCTCGGGTAGTTAACCCTGTGGAAGAGGCTGCGATTGCAGAGCAGGTCACCGACACATGGTTTTCCTTTTTTTTTTCCTTTTTTCGTATGTAGTCTTTCATTTTTCCCTGACATATTGGGGCTGCTTGCATCGAGGGTGGGTATAAATGTATGCTGGGTTCTGGTATATTTAAATGAAGCATTTCATGTTCAGTTCAAAATTTAAGTTATTAAGTAGCAGCAAGGACTTGGATGGAGGACCCCTTTTTGGAGAATTTTAATAGAAAAAGAAATCCCCCTTGCTTGAAGAAAATCAATATTTTGAAGAGGCCCGCCCACCCAGGGCTCCAGTCAAAGGAATAGGCGCGGCGCTGGCTGAGTTCATACAATGAGTTTCGAAAATATATTCAATTACGGGCCGAGTGAGGAAGGACCGGCTTGACTACTTGTGCCAGTTTTCTTGACTCTCGTTGTTTTGAGTTATACTTTGAACTTGCTTTGCTTGTTTAAGCTAATAAGCCATTCGGAAAGTACGGCACTCCCGGGGCCGATTCAAAAACAATGCTCGCGCGCCGATTCGATTGGTCAAAGGCAATAAGTCGTACACAATAAGTCTGGTCAAACGCATACATAATTCGATGAACTCTGTCTGGTGATTAACTACAACCGGCCTGCCAACAATATCAAGTTCTATCCATTCGTAAATAAAAGACGACTTACTATAATGAAAAAGTCGATGCAAGTCAATGAATCCAAGTCTGGTAAATCAAATTCCATGCCGAAATGAAAAATACATTCAATTCAAAAGCAGGGAAATGCTCAAGCAAGGAGTATAGAATTTGCATATGAGCTCTTTCTTCTTACCACTATTTCCATTCATTTTAGGTTCATACTCTTTCACACAGAAATGGGATCGAAGAATAAGAGGGACCGACTCCATCCATGTCGAGACCCAGTCTTTATTAACCCTAATATGTTCCAAAAGATGTAACAAAAGAACAAGTTACAATCAAAAGCAAACCAAAGAAGGGGATAAAGTGGGGCACACCCCGAAAGTAGGGCAAGTAAGCCAGGCTTGGGAATAGATTGATTGGTAGAAGGTTTCCATCTCTCTGGTCCCTCCGGCTGTGAAGCTTTATTTGAGGAATTCGGAGGAGGCTGGTGGGTGCATTCGTATATCTGTATGCCAGTGATAGCTTGCCTGTTCCATGACCGAAGGTTGAAGTAAAGCGATCGAAAAAAACCATTCTTATTCGCCGCTTCAGTTGAATTGTAGTGGTGAGCATCAATTCCCGCTCCAACTGTTCCCCTAGATCTCTTTTCTATCCTCGCCCTGAGCTATCTTCTCTGTCCTTTCATTCACAGTCCTTGACTCGAGGAGTTCAAGCAAGAATCCAGTGGTAAACTGTATGAATCCAATGGCAAACTATAGAGGGAGCTTCTATTCCATAGAGGTATCTCTTCCTTCGGCGCAAAGGGGCGTTTGTTCCCCTAAGGATATAGGGTGTATACGGTTCTGCTGGATATATATCGGAAGATAAGGGGTGGTAGTATTAGTAAGAGTGTTAGTATTGTGCTTGAAGCGCCTTCCTTGGATTAAAATAAAGAAATTACTAGGATTCAATTCAATGAAATGGGGCTTTTCGTTCGTAACATTATACGTTACGAACAAAAAGCCAACACGAAGGCGGTGTTAACAACCAATCCAATAATAATCGCTCAATATCGTTCCAATTCGCAAATATTGCAGTGAAATCTTTTTGACCTGTAGAAAGCTCAGTTTCAATCATTAAAAATGCGCCACAGCACCTAGCCGAGTAGACGAGTCCTTACACTTTGTTTTTTCTGGTATGGCAAAAGAGAGGACGACTTGAATACGATGAACTTTGTAGTGGAACGGAGGTTTCTAGTATGCATAGAAGTGTTCCGTGATTCTTTCCCTTTTCTAAGCCGCTGCGCGCCTGTGTTTTAAGGGCCTTTATTGCCTTGGCGTATCGATAGTGCCTTTGCTTATCAGTTCTCTTATCGTATTTCTTGCATTGCTTTGTCGTTTCCCTGGTATTAACTCTTGTGTTAAGCAGTTGTATACCGTATATTAGCAAGCGAGAGTTGACTTGTAGTTGCTCCGACTTCTTACTTCTCTTTCTTATCAGCGAAGGGTAAAAGACAGATAGGAGGTTCGTTATCAGCTGTCAGCTTTAATAGTTGATATCAGAATTCCACTCATAAGGCAGGTTGAAAGACAGCAAGAAGATAGTAGGGCAGCTTTCCTTTTACAAAGGAAGTTAGCAGTTAGAAAGCCTTACATAAGTAGCTCGACTAGCAGTTTGAAGTAAAGCCATAAGAATTGAAATGCGATACCAGAACTCAGATTGCAAAGCCTATATGTTGTTTAGATAGTATTAGAAAGCAGTTGTTGGATCCGGTATTAAAAGTAAGGAATAAGGGTTCCAGTACGATACCAGCTTTCAAGCAGTAGCTTTCGTTTACGATATAAGTTACAAAGCCGTAGTTAAGATTGCGGTATTAGTAAGTGGATTAGAAGTGAAAAGATAGAATTGGTTGCTCGTATCCCTACTATAAGATAGAAGCTTTAAGGCGGGTAATAAGAATTACAGTAGTGATATCGGAAAAAAAAAGATAGGAAGTACTCTTTTATTAGCGAGTACGAATTGGTGTTCAGATTGCAGGCCAGAAGAATAGGAGTTTGTAGCGGAGTCGGTCGTATCAGTGGTATTAATAAGTATATCTGTTGTCTAAAGAGCTGTTTCGAAGTTTGCAAGTGAAGATTACCTAGTCGTATCTACTGTTTGACCAGGTAAGATATAAGAATAAGAGCAGGAAGTTAAGCGTTGTAGTTCTGCCTTTGCTTGCTCGGGTTTCAAAGAGAGAATTGGCTAGTAGAGATTAAGCTTGTAGTTTCTTGCGTAACAGATTGAATTGTTTTCCCGGTTCCGTACTATTAATAGGAACTAGCAGTTTGAAGTGAAGATAGAAGCTTGCCAATTTAGTATTCGGTTCCGTAGATTTCATTCCAGTTGTTAATTCTTGCTTTTCATAGTTGTTTACGTACTTAGAATTGTAGGCTAGCTTTCTTGTTGGTAGGCTGTCAGAATACAAATACGAAAGGAAGAATAAAAGAGTGGTTTCAATAGTAGTCAGCACAGTAGTAGAAACTAAAGTCTTAGATGGGGCAGTATTAACTCTAGTTAGAAGTTTGCATCCTTGTTAGCAGATTGCTTTCCGACGGAAGATGGATAGGCGAAGTCGGAAAAAGTGAAGGAAGCTCCCCCAATGGGGTTAGGAGGTGTGAATACTCTTCATTCCGAGAGTCAGTGATTGATGACCCCTACTCAGCATTCAAGAAGTTTTCTCGTTTCGTCCTAGGCATAGTTCTTTTTCCTCGACTCGGCTCAGTTCGAGATGCCAGAGTTGCTTTTTCCAAGAATAAGAAAGAGAAAGGCGTGATCCTACACTTTGAGTTGTTTGACCGCTCGCTACATCCGCTAGCCATTGTATATATTTCCCTCCCTTTCTCTCAGAGCTATAATTCCCCTTCTCACCTTCTCGCGTAATTAAATCCAAATACACAAACTACTCTCCTCCATCCGTTGCTATATATATGCCACTCCTTCTTCTCGGTGATCTTCCCCAGTAGAAAAGTTATTACCTCGGTATGGGAAACAGCTTGTCTAACATCCGTTGCTTTCAATGCGACAGCAGGGAAGAAGTATGGAAGGCCGCCCTACAATGAGATGAGCTCCACATGCCTACGTTACTCACTGGAACGCAAGTAGCTGCTTGCTCTCCATGCTTTAGCTTTTTGTTCGCAACATTAGTAGTTACTCACTGAGTAACTACTACTTCTTTTTGTTCTACACAGACGAGTAACGTATAATGTATAGAGTACTCTTCTTTTCATGAGTCACCGATGCAAGTTGTTCGAAGAATATGACCTTTGAGGGGAGTATTCATGCGCAGACTCATTCAGTAGGACTTCAACCCAGAGGTTCATCCTAAAATCAACCCATTCCAGATGTTATTACTGAGGGAAAAGAGAGATGCTCACTGCTTTACGAAAGAGAGGTTAATTTCGGCTTTACTACTTTCCAGCCAACGCACTCTAGTAAAATTGAAGGCAATTTTTTGGCCCCGATTCTATTTATTTATTAAGGGAGGGCACGTTGAATCAAAGTTGTTCTTGGTGAGGTCTGGTATGGGCATGTACTGGGTAGTACCTAATTACAGGTTTAGTTGGTGCTTAATTCCCGGCTACTGTACTGCTCGGCGATACCACTCAGGGCAGGCTATATTTCAAACTAGTCAAAGCGAGTCTCATCTTCTTTTTATGGGTATGATGTTGCTGGCTACTCCTTGGTATAGATAAAGTTATGTTCCGACGTATGTCTGAACTCTATAAGAAAGACGTTCCAAGTTAGCTGCGCTTAAAAAGCCAGGGTAAGACGATCGGCACGAACACTGTTGTCGACTATGTTGATGATCATGGAGTCCCTTCAGTGGGGTGCGCTCCCTTTTCGTGGTTTTTGTGAGTTTAGACACAAGGCACGGAGCGAAAATATGAAAATATATGATGAAATATCCGAGTATGATGATGGGTTTTATGTATATTTGGCAGTATTCCCTGATCCTTGACGGGTGTGTGTCGCATAAGTGTATTTCTTCGAATGAGAAGTGGTTCTTCTTTGTCGTCATCAGCAACAAGGCGTAGAGCTTTACCAGAATTTGGGTTTGGACTTTGAGAAGCAGAAAAACCCAACTTAAGAAATAAGTGAGTTTAGCATGTTAAAGAAGCAACGGTAGGTGAGCATAAAAAGGAGTCTTGTTTGTGCTTAAATAATTAAGAACGCTAGATACTTCTCTCTATCTTGTCAGAAGACTGCGCAGGTGAATTGCTACTTTGTACTGTGCCCTGCCCTGTAGGAACAACATCTGTATGAGTGCCTGCAAAAAAAAGTCAACACTGATTCTGGTGCGCTTTCAAGTAGTACCAAATTGATTGCTACAGATCGTCGGCGTAAACGTAATTGATATAGACTCTATATAATAAGTCTGTCTCAGAATGTTCCTAAAGGAATCCAACTGGGCAAGAAAGATTTATTCAGTCTCTAAGGAAAAGAATAAAGATGACAGAACTTACAATGATAGCCAGTGCACAGCCTCCAATGCAAACAGATTTGTTTGTCTTCTTTCTTGGGTCGGTGTGGTCACACGCATCGACCATATGCTGAGTAAGCGCTGTATGGACGACTCTTGCCCATGCTAGGCTCCGATGATTTGGAAATTCACCAACAATAGGGATCAAACCCATGTCTACTCTCCCACTTGCAGTTGGGAACAGGAGCATTGTGAAAATATACTTCACCAGTAGTGAAGTGAAGTCGTCCACTGATTGGTCATCATCTTTCTCAAGCACCTTCAGAAGTTTATTCTCCCATTTCTTGTAGTGCACATGATTTTTAGGGAATTTGGAATCATCCTCCTCTTCCGACTCATGCTCAACCTCGGGTTGCTGCGCCTCTTGATCTTGCTGACCCTCCTTATCATCGGGATCATCATCAGGGAAGTATGTTGTCTTCTCAACCGAGGGAGGATTAGGATCACCAACACGCATTCTCTGCCCACCTTCATGATAAAGCTGGAGGTAGTCACCGTCCTGACTCAAACCTAAACAGCCAAAAATGGGTATCAATGAATATAGTACCTCATAAAGCAAGTAATGGTCATCAGTAATGAATCCCTTTAGACCATAAAATGAACACTTACTCAATGTAATTGAACACTAATTTAACCAAACAGTGCTAGGGCTGTGAATGAGGTGTTAAGAGGCAGGCATCAGACCCTGTTGCATCTGAAGAAGCAGTTGAACAAGGCACAAGAGCGTAGGGTATGGATTAAACTAGCATTTTAGTGCTTTCTTATTAAAGAAAGACCTTCCTTTGATTGAGGTTATACTTCTTCATTGGGATACGCGGAATAGGAATGCCCGATGGAAGTGCAAGTAAGGACTGATGGATGTGATGCACCTACTTCAACTGAAACTGCTTCTATATATAAGAATATGCGTTGCGGTTGTGAGGCTTGACACATAAGAGTTGAGGCCTCTCTGATCGGCTCAGTGGGAAGTGAGGCTAAGTTACTGCCCTAGGAAACCCTTAAAGAGTTGGGAACGCAGTCGGTGGACTCAGGCCCCGTAAGGGGAGTCTTAACACCGATTGTTAATCAGGACGAAGATAAACCCTAGATTCGGGTGTCTTGCCTTATCAGCTTGACATCAGGCACAGTGAGGGGTCGAAAGACTTACAGCTTTGTCTAATCAGAGAACAAGATTTGGGCATTTTGGCAATAGGTTGGTACTTCAAAGGGTTTGATTCGTTGCTCGACTCCTCTTGTTCATGGTCGACTAGTGGCGGCACTGAAGATAACAGGTTGCTCTTAAATAAAGATTCTCTTTCTTGGGTTGGTAAAAATGAAAAGGAAATGGATGTCTATCTCCAGCCGTTGATTGACGAATTGAAAGACCTTTGGTCGAGTCAGAACCTATGATGCATCATCCGGTGAGATGTTGAAGTTGCATGCAGCCAGACCATTAGTTCTTTTCCAGGTTATGCATATTTCTCGGGATACGCTACCAACCCCAATTCATTGATTCAAAAACAATGAGCACTTCAAAAAGCCAGACCTGGGAAGAAGTTCTCTATGCTGTGTCGGCGAGATATGTATGCTCGGGTGATGATTGAATGAGTGACGTAGATAGCTCTGGCTCCAGCCGTCAATGAAGCTATTCGCCGCCAAGTCTTTACCTCTTCGATGAGATCGGTCTATGTGCTCTTGCTTCGATCGAGCCGTACACATTCTACAGCGGAAGGTGAGGTTTATATAGCTTGTTTGGTCTGGGAAAAACTCTGTCCTCTTAATACCACTCACTTGAGAGGGGTTCCTACGCGAGGGAGTATAGAGCTAGTAAAATAATTAGTTGTACACCATAGATATTATCTGTTACTGCGTTCTACCACTTCTATCAAATAGAGCTTGCTTATCAATCAACCGTCCCTTACCCTTCCTCCTTTCTGAAGAGTGAAGCAAAGAAACACAATTAACTGGGGCAAGTAGTCAGAGAGAGTGGTACCGATCAGCTAGCTAATAGGGCAAAAGTCAGTAAGTAGGGCGCATAATGAACAGCTTTGTTTAGCTAGCTATCTTCCGGAGTTGAATAGAATTGTGGATTGGTTGAGTCAAGCTTCTCCTCCCGATGAATATGTATGCTCCCCGTTATCTATCTGAGTGTGTTTGCTCCCGTTTCTTTCTTTGGCATTACACCCCGCCCGAGTAAGAGAGTGATTGTCCTACAGGGTAGTTAGTGGTCTATTAAAAACACATATCTATGCAAGATATAATTAAGTTAAGTAAATATAAAGAAGTTAAATTTCAACTACTATTTTGTTTGTTTGAGTTCTTAAGCTTTCTTTTTTTAGAAGATTTTAGGGGACAGCAAGCTTAACTAGAAAAGAATATTACCAGAAAGGGTACGAGAAAGAACTCGCTATTTCAAGCAATTAATTAACAAGAAGCATGAGCGCATGCATGAAACTAAAGAATTTGAAGCTAAAAGTTACCAATTCAATATTACCAAAACAGAGTGAAGGAAATCTGCCCCGCGAGCTGAAGGGCAAAAAGAATGTTACTTAAAAGATGAAAGGGCCTTAATTTATGCATTGATAAGAGTAGTAGAATACCACCTCGTAGGGGCAATCCCACCTGTCGTAACTTCTCAAAGGGAACAATCTAAGTACTAATAAGGGGAACCTCTCCTCAAAAGGGGAAATTCCTAGACTCCCGGGTAAAGTCGAAAAGGTATAATAAGGAACCCCATTAAAAAGAAATAAATCTGCCAAATAGGAAAAGTAAAAGTGTAAAAGGAAAGAAAAAGTCTTAAATTAAGAAAGGAATCACTAACAGCATATTCTGGCGAAAGGTAGGTTGGTTACTAGGCAGCAAGGTATAAGTCTACGATTTACTATTTTTTTTATGAGGCGGTGATAACGGCACTTTGTTGAGCAAGAAAAAGTAAACAAAGTCAATAACAGAACGAGTTACTACTTCCACCGATTCAACTTATTTTCCTTTAACCGATTCAACAACTGCTATTGATTTTCCGAGAAGATGTTGAAAGCGAGTAGGGGTATTCAACTTAGAAATGAAAACAAAACGGATAGCTATATTACAAAGCTCTATCACTTTCATCTGTTAACGAGTAAACGGGAGAGCGAACTACTAATGTTTATAGATCTGAAACTGTTCAAGCTATACTCATTGAAACTAGAGACTCTGCTGCTTCAAGGTTTATTAATAAAGCTTAGCGTAAGGAATAAAGAGAAAAAATAATAAGTATAATGTATTGAGCATGCATGGTCTGCAATGACAGATTCAAGGTTGACACGTGGAAATGAAAAGTTATACCTGACTTCCCCGGCAACACAAACTGTTGATAAAGTAGGACCTAGCAATAAACTAAATGAAGAAGTAACTACTGTTGTCACGATAGATCCCCGTAAGCATTTTACATAGTAAATAAAAGATTCAAGGGGGTAAATATTATACCTAGCGTAAGGAAATGAGTGTTAAGCTGCTATTTATTAATAAGGTTACTTGTAAGGTTACTTTACCATCCACGAAAGCGATTTACTTCTGATAAGAATGGTCAACTCAAGCTAGATAATCGACTGAAAAGAATGAGTTAACGTATGAGCGAGCAGAAGGAACTGGAGCTTCTAAAGATGATGTGAAATTAATAGAAAAAGAGAAGCCCGCAGAGTATGCAACGCGCCCTTGCTAGAAGGAGGTAGGGTTGGATTCGTTTATTAGTCAACTACTCTTGTTGTTAGTTACGAGATTGTAATTGTTTCAACTACTGAAGCAAAAGAAGAAAGTGAAGCTGCTCTATTCCTTTCATATGTAGAGTAACGCGCGTTCTTTCGTTCTACACAGACGAGTAACGTATAACGTTGCTTTTGGGAGAGATAAACTACGGCACGTGTATCTCTACAAAGCGTAACGGACGAGTAACGTATAACGTTGCGAGTGGAAAAGAGTAGTTACTCACTGAGTGGAAAAGAGTAGTTACTCACTGGGTAAAGAAATTACAGGAAAGTAAACTCCTACGCTAACTAGTGACTTTAGATAATCGACTGAATAAACTAGGCTTCCTGAATATGCATGCCACAACTAAGATAGTAAAAGTAACTAACTACGGTTGCCGCGAGTAATTTTATTCAAAGAAAGAAACACGGGCAATGAATGATAAACTTTTTATTCCAACGGCTGCAAGCTCTAGCGAACGATACGCGCCCTTCCCAATTGGGAGCGCACTTTGGTACCATATGCCTTCCCTGTATAGGTCTTCGAAGCACCAAAACAAGCTCTCCTTCGAGAAGGTACGGACCTTTGCCGTTTTGTTATACGCTCTGGTCATTTGCGCTCGCTCGATACAACTCGAGTTTCTGCTGAGCGTCTAGCCTAACTTCATCCAAAGCATCCAGTTCTTCTAAGCGAAGTCTTATATGTTCATCCGGAGTGAGCTCTTCCCTTACTGCTAATCGCAACGAAGGAATTTCGATTTCCAACGGCAACACAGCTTCCACCCCTCATACCAATGAGTACGGGGTATATTGAGTTGCAGTCCGATAGGTTGTTCGATAGGCCCCTAATGCCTCGTCCAGCCTTTCATGCCAATTTCTGTGATTCTTATCCTCTTCCGCAATAAGCTCATAAAGGTATTATTAAAAGCTTCTGCCAAGCCATTGGCGCGGGGATTCTAGAAGAATATAATACCCGGGCGGGTAAAAAAAAGTCTCCGGTTGTATTGGTTCGCTACTCACGAGCTACAGCTCGGCTGGATGGCTTGGCATCACATACATCAATCTTCTTCGCTTCCTTATTGAACCGCTCTTTCGAAGAGCTCTTTCTCCGGAAAAGTAGGAGCTTCGGGAGGCACATATGTTCTTCTGTCCTTCCTTGCTTTTTTTTGTCACTTACCCATGCATGAAAGGCGCGGTTAGATAGGAATGATATGCGCATACCAAATAAGAAAGAAAGGCCGGCCAGTATGGCATGGGAAAGCAAAGTCCCGTGCTAGGACACGCAGGAAGAGCAGAGAAGTCAAGTACCCGCATGCAAGTACCAGGGCAATTAAATAAACTTGAAAGAGCTTCAACTCAACTACTGGTCTATTACCAACTCGGTGCTTCCGTGCATAAACCTTTTAATAACCCTACTAGGGCCCCCTTAACTACTTTCGTAACTAAAAAAGACCTCTTTATCCTATACTTGGACTGAGTAGCTATTCCTCCAAACGCTTCTCTGCCTGTTCTACTTTCTTCCGCAACTCTGTGAATTTGGTCAGATTACTCTTGTGAGCATCTTCGCTCACTTTACCCAGTCTCAGTTTTGCACTTGAATTAGTCTAGGCCATACTAATCAGGTTCTGGAGAGAGTCGATGTGTTGGTGCGCTGCGGTGATCTCTATATTCACCTTTGCTTTGAAAGAACTGTTGAGCATGACGATAGGCACAACGAACTTCTAACTCAGCATACAATTTATCCGGAGTAATAGAAGAAGCATAATCCTTATAAGACTTGACGGATTGGGGCAATAGTACTACGGAGGAAAATGCATCTTTGCCAATCTGATCAATAAGGAAAACTAGAGCATCCAAATCTACCAGAGGCGCGTATGGTGACGCCATTTCGTTTTGCAACGATTAAGGTATCCAGAATTCTTCGATCCTGTTGAAGCGACAGGTCTGGAACTGCCAGGTGAGAATCCCCTGTAAATAAGGAGGTAGCTTTCAGTAGGTAAAAGAAAAGAGGGACGAATCAGAGAAATATCCCTTCCCTATAAGAACGAAAACGAGCTAAATACCATCTATGGGGGCTGGATCCTTGCTTGGAATTCTCCTTGCTTTTTGCATCGTCATGTACCGAATCCTCTTCCAAATCAGCACCATGACTAGAGTCTGAATAAAAATAGCCACTGGACTGAGCAGAGTCCCCTGCAAATTAATAAAGATGGAAGAGTATTCAAAGAGATTTGAATGAAAAGGGCTGGAGGCAACCATTATTCCTAAAGGCTATCCTGAATGAGCTGATGCTATCTGATGTTTCTTCCTCTGTCTCAATCGAGCCTTTTGTCACTGCGACAGTTCCTGACAGCTGCTTTTTGGGACTAGACTGAATTTCTTCATCATCATTCCCTTGATTAATCTCTTCAGTCTTTGTTGGTTCCTCAATGGCTCCATCGCCTGGCGGCACGGTAGGCTCCTTAAAAAGTCTGGCACGGTCTATCGGGTTTATACCATTTTAGATACGGGAATTGGTCTCTGGGGGATAAGTAGGATTATCCCAATCATAAACAGTTCAAGATTCTTGGGTGGTTCCGATTGTGTCCTACCTTCTTACTGGTTTTGTACCATAGAAAAGGAAGGATGTGCAAAAGCTAGTAGACAGGACGCACACTTCACTATTATGGCTTCACTATTATGGATGGAACCCTTTACAAGAAATTCTTCTCATGGCCCCTCCCTGTTAAAATGACTGCGGCCAGAGGAGGCAGAGACGGTCGTTAAGGAGAAGTACACGAGGGTGTATGTAGCAATCATGTTGGTGGCAGAATGCTGGCATATCAGATAAGAAGCAAAGTATACTACTTACTGGCCTACCATCAAGCAGGATGCTATTTAGTGCGCTCGAAACTTCGATAAGTGCCAGAGACATGCCAACCAGATTAACGTTCCAGCCTCGGTCTGGGAAAATTCTATTGTTTTGAAGACTCTGCCACCATACTATGGGCTCCCAACTGTCGGTGATTAATGAGAAAAAGACCTATGACCGGACCAAGCTGACCCACAACTGGCTTAAGCAAAGCCAAGAAGAAGCCCGAAAAAATTGTATGTCATTGAATAAATGAAAGCTCTTGGATCGGGTTACTCAGGGGTTCTTTCCTATGGCTCCTACTTACTAAGGACCCTTATATCCTGGACTTGTTCCAATATGGTGCTCCATCGGGCGGGGGTGTTAAATGTATTGTGTTATCTTGTCCGTGTTTAGTTTATAATTTTAGATGTCATTCAAAGCGGGCTGGTTTACTGTTCTTTTCCTTTATAAGAGTAAAAGAAATTGGACGTTTAGAATATTGAAATGAAATTTGTCAAATAGAAACTTGTTAGGTTTCCACTTCTTACCATATTATTTCAATTAGGCGCTTGACAAGTCATTCCTTTTTCACTTCCTTTGAAGCTGCAACATGAATTTATCATTAGCTTTTTCAAGAAAAAGAGAATCTCTTTTCAGGTTATCTGTACGATTCAATGAATCTTGGTACCAGTTCGTATCACCTGGTACCGAGAAAGTTCGATCAGTGCAGTCTGCCGAGCACTTCTAACTTTATAAAGCGACACCCATGCTTCGATGAACAAAGTTGGTCGGCGGCACTAGGTCCATCAAAGATGAAGTTTTTTTCTCAAAGAAGAAGAAGATCGGAAAGACTAGGTATCCACCAAGTTAATGAATTAGGTTTTTTACCAGAAGCAGGATTTCCAATAGCTGGAAAAGAGAGATCTTCCGTTTTAACTTATTCAGAATCTACTTGATGACCTACCTTGCTTCAATACCGTTGCTTTCGTCCTATTAAAGCAAGGATCCTGTTAAAAGGTTTTGGTGTGCGAGATTTCTCGTGTGGAATTGCATGCTACCACCTGATTCAAGACTGATTCTGTCAGGGGGGAAAGAATCCAGGCATGAATCAACTGATCTTGTTGAGTCCATAGATCGTCTTGTTGAGTGGAGGTTATTTCGCTGGCCACTATGTTGCTTGCTGCAGGTAGTGCCTGAGGTTGTGAGCCATCAAGATGTGCCATTAATCCATGGCCACGTATGACTGGTCAAATTTGAGAGCGCCACGTTGTCAGAATGCAATCTTCAATTGATGGGATGCTCCAATTGAATTGGTTGAAGAGGTTTGGGCAGTTACGAAGCAAGAGTATAGAATTCCGCCTCTGTGAAAAGAAGGCTTCTGCCCGCCAGTAAACAAGAACGCTCTACTAAATAGGTCGGTCTTTGGCCAGCCGAAGAGTATCGTTACCGATACCTACCCCAGAACTAATAGATCCACGGAAAGAAGAGTATGCTGAACCGGATAGTTAAAACCAAGAAGATACGGATGAACCTACCTGATCACCTCGTACGCTGGTAGCTGGCGTATACTCCCAGCTCGCAACCCCACCAGACCGGACACATTCCTATTCCTAAAGGAAGTGACGTCAAATACAATCAAAGTAGGCCGACAAAAGAAATAACTCCGGTTTTCCGGCTGACGTAAAATGCAAGAAAAGTAGGATTCCCCTACGTGTCAAAACAATACAAATGGATTAATTGAGGTATAAATCCCCTAGAGAAAAAGCGCCAGTCGTATTCCAGGCTCTAAAAGCGTAAACTATAAGTTAAGCCAGATGCTTCCCTCTTTGATTTTTCGCACAGTTTCGTCAGAATTCTCATTCTCATTTATAATATATTTTTTAACATCATCATCAATACCCAGGTCAATCAAGATTGTCAAGTCATGTATGTTTTCGCCTGGCGCACAATGTGCTGGGTCTTCCCTCCAATGTCTCCAGCATCCGAGTCTAACTCAATCACACTTGTTGAGGTTTGGTCATAAGAAATTAGCTCCGCTACCTCTGGAGTATGTGGGTTGGTTTGAGCTAACTTCTTGAAAATAAAAGAAGTGGTGCGTGTACAAGATATTAGTTAGTTAAGTAGTCCATTGAAAATAAAAGAGTTCTATTCGTATCCGATAACCTATTCATAATAATTAACAAGAAACTCCGATTACCGGGAAAAATGGACAACTTGGCATTTTCCCTCGGAGCCCGTCCAACGAATTTATTTTTTTGACGAAACACCGTGTTTTTGGCAGACTTTTTATTTCCCCGAATATGAGCCAATTCCAAATCTTAAAAAAGTACAACTTTTGCTGCTATATGACACGACTTTTTTCACAAATGGTCTTGTCTGTCTCTAGGGAAAATGTGCTTTATTCCTTTTGACCATAGGTGAATCATACTTTTACGAACCGAAAAAGTCTAACCCAAAGAGCAAAAGAGCTGGAAAGGCTCAATTGAGTATTTTTGGTCGCTTCTTATGATGAACGAGATCAAAAATACGGGAGTGCGCCGTATTTCTTATTTAAAAGCTTTTTACTTCGTCTGTAGTGCGAGGCCTTTTACCCTGTTTTACTGCGAAGTTGCTTACTCCGTTTTACGTGCGAAGCTTTTGGCTACGTCATACTGCGAAGGAAGTTCGATGCTTTGTCTTAGTGCGAGGGCTTATTATGTTGTCTTATTGCGAAGTTTGTAACTAAATCTTATTGAGGGTTGCCACATCCTCAAGCAGTGCCAGGTTCCACTCGATCCACACTTTGACACTTTTTGCTTTGTTTGTTAATTTTCCAATTATATAAAATAACTTGCTTTCAGCACATTTTCCTAATCAAAAAGACTAGGTTTGCCAGCTACGCTTTCTATTCTTCTATACTTGGGCGGTATTTAAGGGAAAGAAAGCCCTGGCTTCGGTCAGATAAGGTTCCTGCTCCCTTGCTTCGATCGATTGCTTCTTCGTAGTGTCCTTTGGTTTCATTTACTGGAAAGGGAACGAATAGGTTGGAAGACCTATGCTTTGATAGAGAAACTCCTGAAACTTTAACTCCACAATTGAGGATCTCGTGTCTTATGGGCGGATAACTTCTCAGTGAAAGTAGGCACCGTGGTGGTTTTTAGGCTAGTTGTTTAAGGAAGGGTTAAGGGCAGCCGGGCAGTAATAAAGAAGAAACAAAAATACCGAGCACCTCGACAGGCAGCGCAAATGAAAATGCGAGGTTGGCACCGCAGTCAGGTTCATCATGTCAGCTTCCCGCCTACCAGGGCGGCGGCGGATCAGAGTAGGGGACAGCTAATAAAGTCTAATCAGACCTCCAATGCACCTAGTTTATGAAAATCCACTAGAAGTCTCGGCTCGGGTAGGCAATCCCACCACTCATCTCTCTCTTTTTCATTCTTTCTTAAAAAAATCTCTAAACACTCAATTGATAGTGCATTCAGCTCCTGGCTTGGCAGCCCGTGAGTTTTTCCCTTTATCAAAGGGCACGTCAAAATCTTGTGTGTTCATTGTTTCCTTCATATTGAATTCAATTGCTCAATCTGAATCGCATCGCACTCACTACCAATGTAAGCCTCATTCTCGTCAGATCCTGAAACAATCAAAATCTTAACTGCTGATAAGTAGATATAAAAATCTGCACCAACAGTTTGGCGCCGTCCGAGGGTTTATTTAAGTGAATTCACTCGCTGCCTATAAATACTACTAAAGCCCTATCTGTGACTGCCTATACATACTTGCCTATCCGTTAATGCCTGTTATAAGCTTACTCATCCCTTGTTTTTTACTATTACGCCTGCCTATTCCAGATCCCTCTTCCTCTCAACCCTCTCTTCCTCTACATCCAACCACCTCATTCTTTTCATCCTATGATCACCAGAACTAGAGACAACACCAGACCGGTCAAGACGTACCCCGATTGCGTCACAACGCGCTCTACTAGACATCTAGAACGCGCCACCTCCCTCTCTCAGTCGTTATTTCTGGGCACTCCTTCTCTACTAGAACCACTTCTATATGCCTACTAAGGCAAGAGATACCTATCCATGTTGTACCAAAGGGCTACGCAAGGTATATAAGAAGATCACTTCTCTACTCTACTTTAGTCACTGGGAAGTCAGAAAGGAATGGACATACGGAACACGTGCCTGCGAAGTTTGGAATGGATGCCCAACCACCTCTTGAACAAAGCGAAGACTTGCCCTTTCTCTTATAAAAGAAATAGGATTCTCTCACTCTCGGCTCTATACCTCTGGTACTAAACCTAGTGGCTCCGCCTTCTTCATTATGGCGTGCTATTGGAACATTTGGGCCTTGCCTCCAGAAAAGTTGTGTTGTCGTCGTTGGTCGAAACGAACCGGAATCGAACCAGATAAGGCTCATGACCCCCCTTCCAAGCGTTTCTTTTGGTGACCCGGTTCGACACTTTAGTGCCTACATCCGGGGAAGTTGGTACCATTCATTCGACTCATCAATGCGCGGGTCAACTCCTCCCCATCCTGACCTTTCTTAAGACTACCAAGCCCTCTCGAATTAGTTCTACGATAGTAGCTTTGAACGTAGACCCTGGTAAAAATCTTTCACTCACTGAGAAGTGAAAGCCCGTGACTATATCGTCCTGAAGACGGATGCGGCGGGAAGAAACGGCATTGAGAAGTGTTGCTAACTTGACATTTAGGTTTCGGCATAACAAAGCTTGCACTGTCTTTTCGCACTTCGGCGCACAACGCGCCGCTGGTAAAGATTCTACTACGGTGCCGCAAATTCGCAAGCTGATCCTAAGGTTTCGTTGTTTTTCATTGGATTCCAAAAGAATGACCTCGCTAGGGTTGAAGAATTGCTGCAATTCTTCCTGAATAGACTCGATTCTCCCGTCGAGAGTTTCTTTGAAAGTTGATCCAAAACTCTTCCGAGTAAATATGAGAAAGCCTATAAAACAAGCAGCTACTATCAATTCTTCATTATAGATTAAGATCTTTTTCGAACTTAATGCACAAATAGATAGAATAGCAGCTAATAACATCTTTCTATCCTGCATATCCGTTGACATTTCATTAGGAAAGGACTCTCCTTCCGCAACGGAACGGGAAGTTTTTTAGGAAACCCAAAAGACGGAAGAGGATAAAAAGGCACTTTGTAGTTGGTAAATCTCCTTTAGTTATGTTTAACCTTGAATGCAATTTATAAATTCGACTGCAATAGTCCCCCGGGTTCTAAAGGTAATAACGAAAATTGCTAATCCAATAGCGGATTCCGCAGCTGCCACCGTTAGAACTAATAAAGCAAATACTTGACCCATCATATCATCCAAAGAAACGGAAAATACCAAAAAGTTCAAATTGACTGCTAATAACATTAATTCAATTGACATTAACATAATAAGAATATTTCGTCTATTAAGGAGGATTCCCCGAATACCTAAAATAAAGATGATCATAGAAAATGTGAAATATTTTATAGGATCCATTTCAGAAACGTGGAACACATGTCAGAGCAATTCAAATTAAGTGAGGCCATCATTTCCAAACCAAAGGAAAGCAATCAGTAAGAACCAAAGGAATAAGTAATAAAAGCTTTTTGGAGTGAAAGCAGAGATATACCTCCTAATCGACCTGAGAAAGAAATACGTACCCCCTCTACCCAAAGCAAAAGAAATTACTTTGTGGGAGGATTTTGACTCCCGATTTTAGCGAGAGCATTCGTCAAGAATTCGTTCTTCTGCTCCGCAACCTCAATACTCGCATTGAGTCTAGAGATCTCCGACTGGATAATGACATCCAATTGACGTAAAAGCTCCTTTTTCTGTTCTATCAATTCGGTGAGCTGTTGGTTTTGAGCCTGTAGCTCTTGGAGATTTTGAAAAGTCGCCTGTGCGACTTCCAAATACTGGGTCACTTCGGCCAAAATAGCGGCTAGATCCATCGTCTGTTCTCTTCTTTTTTCTTTTCACGCCTTTCCTTCGCTAGGCAAGCAAAAGCAGAACGTTGGTAGTGTTGAATCAAGCTAGGAAAGATAAGCAGTTGATTGAGTTTGCTAGGCAAGGAAAAGCCTGGTCTGGTAAAGGAACTAGTCAATAAAAGTACAACGTTGATATGAAAGCTGTTAGTTGATATGAGCGAGGAACTGAACTACTTTAGTGGCCCAAAAGCGAACAAAATATATACTTCATTTCAAATAGCTTGGTAAAGCACTAGAATGCGTTAAGCATCTGGACGGGACGTTTCTTCACCTTCGCTTCTCGAAGAAACTCGTAAATAGTGTTTGTTTCTGTTGAATACGCTTTCTCGTAAAGATCATAAGTTCTAAATCCAGATCCGTTGCTACGTTCAATAAGTGATCGCCAATGCTTTTCAAAAAGAGTAGATAGCTAGCACCGGTTACGAAAGGTGAGGCAATAGATAGGACGGGAATCTTATTTGGATAGTAAGCTAAGTTGATTGTTGGATGGAGCTCGCAGAATATACTTAATCTCTTGCTACCCAAGGAAGGAAGGGGCCGACCAATAACGAGAGGCGGTTAGAGCCTTTACTTTCGAACAGTAAGATTGAGCCTCAGTAAATAATAAATGTCCGGGCATGTGCGTAAATACGATTTCAAGGAGTGATGTACAAAAGATTGCTTGCTGGCGGCCAGTGAGTAACGTATAACGTTACGAACGAAAAGCGGCATAACAAATAATTATCCACTGCAAAATAGACAGACTATTTACGAGATAATGTGAACGTGGGCAAAAGCCAGGTCTCTAGGCATAGGCCACAGATACTTGTCTGAGTAACTAAAGGCAGTAAAAAGAGTCAAGGGATAGGCTTAGGTCAAATAAATAGGAATAGGCCTCTGGGCGAGACTCCAATAGAACCGATTCAAGTGACAGATAAGCATTGAACAATACTGTTTTTGCGCATGCATATAGAAGCTATCTTACTTTCATATAGCGTACTTACTTTGCGTTACGAATAGATAGCTCGAGGTAGGTAGGGACTTGCTCTAAAAAAAGGCTTTCCTCAGGCCCTTCGAAGTCACCATTCTCTCCGCTTACGAAGTATAACCCGAAGGATATGTTGGCACTGCCTTCTTATCTAGGTGAGGCCTATTTTATTTACTTTATTTTTCCAGATTGAACTCAGAAAGCACGAAGTAGGGAAAACCTAAAACTAGTGGGTTTCCGCGTAATAAAATATAGCGCACTTACATTTCTCGTATATAGTGACTCATATCTAGTTGTCTGTAGGTGTTCCTCTTTGCGACACGAAAGAAGAAGGAGAGGCTGCAATTAAAGTATCGAGCGAAGCGCCTACTACTTCCTCGTATTCTGCTAGCCGGTACTTATACTTATGGATGGATCTTTTCTCGCTTCTCTGGAAAACGAGCATCCCAATAGGAAAGTCAACCTTGACGGACGGACGCCAACAATCCACTTTTTCACGGCGTTCCTTATATAAAAGAGTTGTGGTTATCTCAGCCTGGAAATGAACTAGGGAATGAACTCATGTTTCCCGCCCTCGTCTAACTCGTCTGCGAACATAATTAAACACAATCAAAATTGAGCTGAAGGTAAAGTAAGCTACGTGAAAGCCTCTTTTATCTGACCTTACTTTCACTATTAGGAATTGCTCCATTCTACCCACACTGTTATGATGTTACACATAGCTTGGCAACTCTGCAACGAATTTAAAAATATATAGCAGTGTTCATACTCACGGCTGGTGAACATGCGATACCTATTAACTCTCATAGATGCTTTTTCTAAGTATAGTAACCAACTGTCAGAGCAGACATTTGAGGACCTTTTCCGCCGCTCTTTCCGTAGTTGCCCAGCTTCCCGACTATTCTCCAAGGCATTGGAGCGCATACCATCGGTAGGTGCATCTTTATAGGAAGTAATTGAAGAGACAAGTGGCATTCAATAGACTTTGCTTTATACTTTTTATATGCACCTCCTTTGGTCCGGGGCATCTTGCTTGATTTCATCTTTAAATCTAATTACTTCACGTTCGATAATAAACTCCACCATGTTAGCGTCAATGATGTGATACGGGCTGGCTTATTTCCACTAATTGTAAGGCTGCTTGCTGGTAGAAAGGTAATTTATTTGCTCCCAACTTCTTCAACCTGAGTAGGTCTATCTAGGAAACTGAATTCACTGGCCAATGAGAAGCTAGAAGCTCGCTTTGAAGAGTTGATAGTAAACTTTTTTCTGCTGAATTGAATGATGGACCCAGCGAGGAACTACTAATGTTCCGAGTTCAAAAGGTGATCCACAAGCCAATAAGAATACGACTCCTTGTTTGAACATACATATAGATAGGACGGGCAAATCCATCTGTGAGATGGAATACAACCATTTGAAAAAAGAAGGAAAGCAGCAATGTGTCAATTTGAACGAAAGAAGTGGTTCAGATCCCCAAGCTATGCCACACATGTAGAATGGACGGACTTCAAGAGGCTTCTTGGTCGACACTAGTCTCATCAACTTGCTCATCGGGAGCGGGACCGGATTTCTTGTACGTAGTTACCTTAAAAATAACCACTGCCTTCCACCTGCAGCAGTGAAAGATTTGAACAGCTGACACTCAATTTGATGTTAAGTGCGCTGGGCTAGCTTCCTTCTGATTTGGATCGGGAATCCTCTTTTTTTTTCTCTTTCTGCTCTAGGATTTGCTGTTGATGAAAAATAAGCGGTATTTGTGCTTAGGGCGCTAGGAGTCAAGGCATGGCTTACGGTTAAGTTAAGCTAATGGTTCTGGCATAAAACTCTTTATTTTCAAACATCGTATTCTTTAACGTAGTAGGAATTTATATATTTCCTCTTCCCCTCTGGGATGGGACTGAAATGCGGCTTGCCAAGAAATAACAGCTACTGCCTCAGGAGCTTACTGCTTCAGCAATTCCTCCTCCGAAACCACTGCTTCAGAGACGCCTACTCTTACATACAGCTAGCTCAGAAACGACTGCTTCATAAATCCGACTCCTCAATACCGAACGGAAAGCACCTGCCTATGCCACCACTCCTCAGAAATGGGGCCTCAACTTTTCATGCATCCGATTCGCTCAGGTAGCCCTAGCCTAATCCCTTGTCTTTTGTCTTCCTCGGCTCTGGTCCTGCTAACGAACGAGGAATCGCTCGAGCTCTCTCTTTCTTTCTTGAGTCGGCTTTAATTTTTGACAAAAGTGAAATCGTTCGTTCTTAGTCAATATCCGCCAAGAATTCTCTCAACAGTGGTTCTTTAATTAGGCGAATCGTTACTCCAGAATTCTCTATTCTTAACAACGTTGCTTTTTCTAGGGAAGGCTGTTTTGACTGTTAGTCTCTTGAATTATGTTCTCTCCTCAATAACGCGGCATGTTGATACTGCTCGTCCCAGATCATTACCCCCCCATTGTAGAGATTGGCGCTCCTGGAAAAAGATTGACATGGTCAAATAATAGGCAACACCACTTTGGTAAATCGGGGGAATCCATCCAGGTACGAGTTTCATCCATCCTCTTACCAAGCAAGAGTGACTCTCACTGCTCAGATTCAATGTCAGAGTGCCCACTCACTTCAGATACAGAGATGCTAGTAATGATTTATTCACTAAGTCTTAACTTTAAGTAAGTCAATCTGCGGAGCGTCGTCGATGAAAAGAGTTTTCTTCCCTCACTTAAATAAGCCAAAGTCGTCTATCTATTCCTTTCGTCTATTCAATTCGTAAATGCTCCAGAGTAATTCGCCGATGTGCACTCCAAAAGATAAATTCTTTATTTCGATAACCATAGGACGACAGGACGAGAAATCTGCATTGAATGGAAAGGAATCTCTTAACTTATTGGACATTTGCTCGTGGGAGTGCTTACGTCTGCGTTTTTATATACCCCAAAAGATCAAAGCTAAAGCTTCCCTTACCAAACGAGACGAATTTCAGTGCGACTTTCTATCTACCCACCCGGGTCAAGCATTGTGGGGGATGTAACCCATAAAGGAAAGTAACCTAGATCTTTCCAAATAGAAGAATAAGAAAAAAAGCAGAAACTTTAATACTGTGAAGATCTCTATACTTGATTTATGTACGAAATACTGACTGAAAGTTTTCAAGAAACTCTTTAGCTCCTTAATTCATCCTTAACTAAACTGCTGAAAGGAAGTGAGGGCGAATCCAGTCAAGTAGTCAAGTCTCGATCAAGAAGTATGAGTGCTTCGAATCAAGAGTAAAGTTCCCAGGTCTTGGTGCCCACTCACCGGTATGTCAAAGTTACTTCATCGCTTTTATGTCCTATCGCACGCACCAGTTCAATTCCAAAACTTTCAACTCACCCCGTCGATATTCTACGGGCTGGTTTTGATCTTCCACTTTAGCTAAGCTAATGATTGATTAGGATCTGGATTTGTCTTCAGATGATGTCCTTTCCTGGCTCGATGCGCTTAACGAAAGGGGGCTCTATAGTCAAAGAATGAATTTCCTTAGCCTTTGGCGGGGAGTGGCTTTGTATAGTGACATTTACCACCGTACGGATATGAGTTCTTGTGAGGTGGTGTGATTCGTAGCCTTTGTGTAGCTTGTCGTTGAGGCACCTTCGCCCAAGTAAGCCCCCATCCCATCAAGCACATTACCTATGCTATTATATGGACCTTTGTTGCTTACTCTTCCTATTTTTATGGCATAACTATCCGAAGCGAGGATTCCGCCGGATGTTTGCCCGCAACGATTCAATTTACGAGCACGCTCTTCACCTTCTGCCAAGGCTTCTAGGAAACGGTATTAGGCACTTTCGGCAAGACTGCCAGAGGGAAAGAAAATGTTCGCCTAACCGGGCGCTAAGTCTGCTATCTACTCGCCTCTTTCAAGGGAGGATTTTCTGGTGGAGTTCTTCGTTTCCTTGTGCGACATTATCAGCATCGGGTTCGGGTTCCAGAAGCCAGGGGCATCTCTTTGTCTTCAATCCCTTTCTCCGTTTTTCCCGCACCATTTTCTTTTTGCGGAAGGTAAATCCCCGAATGGTCTGTATTGGTTAATCATCTGCATCTAAAGACAAAACCAATGAGTAAGTCAATCCATTCCAATGAGCAAGCTAGTAGATGAACTCGAATAACACAGTAAATAGGCCCCCTCGTGCCCATCTCTTTAGAATCCTAAAACCTATTCGGGCAAGACAGGTGGGGTAATTCCAATATGATCCTGAAAAGTAGACCAGTTCCGCTTTTCTAGAGTTAGACTTGCTAATACAAAGCTAGGAAATTAAAGAACTCCGCCTCGGAAAAGTACCCACTTACTTAAGTAGGTCCAGTATAAAAAGGGACCCAAAAAAAGTAACACACGAGTCTTTCTCTCAGTAAATATTTCAATTTACTTTGAAGTAAAAGAACTACATCGACAGGAAATTCACAAGCAATCTCTCTATGCAATTCCGGTGGGGAAATCTATCAATTCATCAATGCCTAAAGTCCAAAAACTACAGAGTAGGAAATGAACAGGTCTTTTCTCGGGGATGAAATCTATTCTAGTTTCAATTCCAATGCGAAATCGTTCTATTAACAGTCCCAATCCAACAGGAATATCCCGGGAATGCAGTATAAAATCCAAGTCAATTAACACGCATCACTTATGATCCGATGCCCCAAGCAATGCTATTCGGAAATTAAGAAACAGTGGAATTCGAAAGGCGAGTCACATACTTTTTTAGGGGAAAAGGGAAGTAGGCAACCGCTCCGCGCCTTCATGTTGAGCTTACGGCTGCTAAAGGGCTTGGCTGGTCCTACCATTAGTGAAGTCTAGTTTTCTTGATGAGAGATGCTTGCTTTTAAGCAGTAAATGCCGCGTACTCATATAAAATAGAAATAAGAGTGCGGGCTGCTAAAGTAAAGATGCACGTACGCCCCTCCCTAAATTGAAGAAAAAGGGCTGGGGTAAGTAAAAGTAAAGTAGCACCAGGCCCGGATGTATAGGTTTATTATGAACAAAGAGACATGCATGGCCTCAGTAGTTGTTTGTTAGTAAAGGGACACCATAATAGATGTGTCTAGCCTGAAAAGAGGTACCGCACGCGCCGGGTAGTTATTCTCATATCTGATGCACCGTTCAAAAACAATACTTGTCTCGGAACACTTCTGCTTTGACTCTTACTGGCTGGAATGAGTCTTAGAATAACGGGCAGGGTTTAAGGAGAATAAATATGAGGGAATCTGGGCTGGCTAATGGTACTTTCAAGAGTAAATACTGCTTGCTGCATTACGTTAGCTCTCATTGATAGGCACATGAAAGGAAGTGCATGATTCCATGTCTGTTCAATTGACATTTATAGATCCCGAACATGAGAGTGAGATCCGTTCTACTACTCCTTCCTCTTGCTTGCACGATAAGAGGGGGCCTCGTCCACCATCTTTTATGAAGGCCAGAATCAATGTGCTTTTTGTGCTATGCTGTCAAAGGCTTAGCCAACTGAATGATGTTCGACAATGAAAACCATGCCAAGTAGAACTGTACTTAATTTCTCTGCTTTATCATCAAAATCTATATATTTTATATTTAAAGAAGGAATCCTCGTTGGCGGGTGAGACTTTCAAAGGGAAGGCTTTCTTCTGGTTACTGGATCTGCTGCATAAGCTTTCTGCAGCGCAGAGGCACACTGCTTTAGTACAAAAAAATACTTCACCCTTCCTTACACCTGTCTTCTTGGCTAGAAGGAATGCATCGATGGGTCTTGGTGGAATCAGACCAAAAGCGCGGCTGCCTCATTTAAGCCCGTGAGAATTGTCTTAGGACCTTCCTTCACAGATCCCACACGCCATGAAGTCGACACTGCGCGCAGTAATACTTTTTTCGTTAGTCATGGTGTGACATTCACAGCCTACGTTCGTTCCTCGAAATCCAGAAAGGAGCCCTTGCTTTTTCTTCATAGTCTGAGCTTACAGTAGTGGGGGGAAGGAGAATCTTTAAGAAAAAAAATAGAAAAGAATGAAGAATACGAGTAGGAAGGAAATAAGAGCCCAAGGCTTGGCTTCACTACTTGGGGAAATGTCTGAGTAGAAGACAGGAGAAAAGGTTGCTGCTTACATTTGGCACTATAGACTTGGACACCCATCTAGTTCTACTACAATGCATATTATCAAGACTTTTGGTTGACCTTATAGTTCCAATAAAATTGATGTATGTCATCATTGTTCTTTAGCTAAATCTCATACTTGACCTTTTCCAGTATCTACAAGTTCATCTATTTCTCCCAAAACCAAAATATCTAATACATGGTTGCAACAGTACAATCCCTTAAGGAAGCAATCAAATCCCTAGAGGATACAATCTGATCCCTTAATTAATCAATTATGTAACATGTGACAGTTTGATACCTTATGCAAATGCCAACCTAATTAGCTTTGTAGTGAAAACAATAATACCCCTTATGTCAACATTCACATCTCCAAGATCTTAAAGTATGAATCCATAAGCCAACAAATAAGTAACCTAAGATTCACCACAAAAGATGAAACATAGTGAAAAAAGGTGTAATCTTACCAGAAGGGAGAGTAGAAACGTTAATTGACCGAACACGGAAAGAGGAGCGACCACGAACAGTACTTCCTCGCTGTTGAGCGGGAGAGCGACTGGAAGTAGGATTATCTACAAATCAAAATGCAAGGCAGAGTCAGAATAAACATTAGAAAAAAATGACATAAAATTATAAAGTAATGAACAATATTTTGGTTAATGATCATAAACTGAACATTTAAGGTATTAATAGAAACATTTCAACGTGTTTAACTGCACATGAAACAAGTCTTAGGACAGATTGAAGAACATGACAAACGAATTAACAATAAGTGCAATCAGATCTACAATATAAGAACTTACAATGTACTTATTACTTCAAATGAATTTCTTTCGCTGCGCGCCTTTTTTATTTTCAAAAAGACTTACTCGGCCTACGAAACTAGCAAGGCACGGAATTACGGAGTCACTACATATGACATTAATTATTCCTACGCAAAAACACTGATGTGCTAACGCGCAGCGGAGAGGATAAGCTAATTATGACTAAATAGTTCTTCCGGGGCTCTACATGCTTTTCACTTTTGATGTACGTTGCTTGCTACTTTAGCTCTTACCTACCTTGGGATTTGACCTTAAGAAGCTGAGGTGAGAAAGCAGTCAACAAGCATAGGATTTAGAACTTTAGAAGCTAGCGGATAAGTAGTAACTACGTAACCAGCGATACAACACATTGGAAGCAGTAGCTACTGCTTCTCCACTAAAATGACACAAGCTCAATACGGAATGAGCGTAGGAAAGGAGGAACGGACACTTTAGTGCGTTAGAAGATACAAGGGAATTTTAGATGTCTACAATAAAGTAGATAGTTTGTGAAGAAAAAGCAAGCAATGACGAAGACAGCACGAAACACAAACTACACGGAGTTTCTCAAATGAAAAAAAAGGTCAAACTACACTAGATATTAAATTAAGAGTTTGCTTGCTCATGCGCTTCTTCTTGCTTTTATGTTCCAGTGCGTGCATCAAGGGCATTTTAGAGCTTGGCTAGGTCAATCGGCTAAGGTATACGAAGAAAGGCTAAAAAAGGAATGCTTTCGCTAGCGCATTCATCTATATAAGGGCTTAGTGCTCCGATTGCACCGCGCGGACATAGCTAAATGACCCAACCTCTTCCAATAAAGGCTTGGCCTATCTTCTCAAGGGCGGGGTTGGGGATCCAAAGTAGTTCAAATCTCTAAAATAGGCTGAACTTGCCTGACTTCTTTCGCTTCATCTTTCTCTTCGTCAAGTAGCTAGACTCCACCCGATATAGGGTAAGAACAATATAGGCAAGACGAGTTATAGCTTTTTATAAACTACAAGTTTCCATGTCTTCACATTTCCTTCCGGGTTTTCCCTGGGTTAGGAATTCCCTAATAAAAAGGGCTTTCCTCTTTCTGTATTTCCTCCCTCGCTCCGCGCCTTGTTTATTTATTCTATTATTCTGCTTGCTGTTGCAAATAAGTAGTTTGAAGTTCTCTCATATGCGAGTGTGAAATATCCAATAAAAATGAAGACAACGCGCCCTCCCTTCTGCTACCAATCAAAGCAGGGAGTGTTCTTTCTTTCCTATTATAATCAAGTTGTTGATTGCATGTCTTAAGCAAAGTAATCAAATAATAAGTTTAGGCTTGTTACAACATATCTCGTCCAGGCTACCTAAGCAAGAAGAAGTTGACTACAGATCTTCCAATCCATAAATCCAAGTAGTCGAAGTTAAGCGTTTTCGTTCGTACTGGATTGAAATCTCTAGATTTTGGGAACCGAATGATGCTGATTAGACTTCGAAGTCCAAAGGCGAGATGAGATTTCTAGTGATTGGTTATAACAGCCAAATAACCTCATATTCTTTGATTCTTCAGAAAAGGAGATCAATATGATACGGGTTTATCAATTATTATTATCTTCCCGAGCAGTAAGGGAGTTCAAGATCTATAGATAGTCTATATAAAATCTTATTATCTTACCGAACAGTAAGTGAATGTCAAATGCCTAGAAAGTGTCTTTTGTACTGTCTTTGGATGGTGTATTCGCTGATCTGTTGCTGATTTAAGAATCAAAGGTTTTTTAGATATATCGAAATGATACTGATATGGACAAAGGAGTGCATTGAATCTTTGCTGAATGGTAAAGATCATGACAAGACTTTGCGATATATTCCACTTTCCTATGACGGGGGTTGGGGGGTTCGATACACTAAAATCATCCCCAATAGTAGACTTAACAGTTTAGCTAAGGGATGATAAGGAACAAGACGATTATAAGTATACCGTCAAACGGCAATGCCTATATTTAGAATTCTGTGATGCTTAACACAGGTCTAGGAAAGACAAGAAGAAACAATTATCCATATACCTAACTAAGGAATTAGAACTAGGGATATAGGGATTGCGGGGGAGATAAACTAGGTAGCAACTTGGAGAGGGAAGATTCTATTCGAGGGCTGAGATGTGTAATATCGATATTGAGGTAGGATGTATACTTATTAGAGTAGAAAGTCAACCTATTTCCAAACATATCGAACTAGATACTCAGAACTCTCAAGTGCTCGTTGAGCTCCTAGTGCTAGATAGGAAGAAATAGAAAGCTTTAGGGAACCAAATCATCTGAGGTGAATCATAAGTACACAGGTGATAAGGGGTCTTAAAGAGCGCAATGAACTTATCTGCATTAGACAGACCATGATATCCTTCCTAAATGGAGGTATCGAAGATGCAGGGATATGGTGGGTAGTAAGTCTGGCTTCAGATTGGAATCGAAGATTGGAGCTTCCAACATAGTGTACTCATTATGTTAAGAACTATAAAGGAAAGGCTTCCAACAGAAAAGGGAGTATCAGATTTTGCAGTTACGGAACTAAGCGAGTAAAGAGACAGCAGGCCATCGATCATGATTCAATAGGAATGGACTTCCCTTGCACTTGATTGAATATTATGTATTGATGAATACTTTAGATCAACGTCTTAAGCGGACATACAGAGATATACAATGCCTAAAGGTACACTATTGTTAGATGATGCTGACCCGGAAAGAAGGTTTTGGATATGAAAATTCTCATTAAGGCTGGCTACTCAAGGTAGGTAATCTTATTGGGTAATAGGCATATAAACAGGGAACGAAATGATTATAATCCTAGAGGCTTCGAAAGATTACGGAAAGGAAATCCTTACTCTATACTAGACTATCAGATTACTCGATTACTCATTCTTCCCCATTTCTGAGAGATTCGGCATTGAGAAATGAGGAATTATTTCTCCTTAGAAAAAACGGCTTGTCTTATCTTCTTTCCTTCCCGGTAAGTGAATGCGAATCTATAGAGAGTTTGTATTTTACTACTGTCTGAGGTTTGCCTATTCCAATTATCTTCCCGAGCAGTAAGGGAATTCAAGATCTATAGATAGTCTATAGGGGACTGTCTTAGGTTTGGTTCTTTCTTCCTATTTTATTTATTTATTTCTAACCTCTTCAACAAAGACTACATAGGCACTGGAGCTATGCCACTTGAACCGGGCCCACTTTCGTCATAGAATGGTGCTACGGATCGTTCTGAGAATGCCTCACCTCCTACTTGCTCGCCCACGGTCGGGATGGAAATATAGGTGCCATTGCTCTTGAATCGGGGACGCGTGCAACAAGCTCGTAAAAGTTTATTATGGATGCTGTTGTGCAGATGAATTACCTGCAGTGGGATAAATTGTCCGCAGCTGGCTGCTGCTTTGTGGCAATATCGACTGAAGGGAGAGAATTGAATGAATTCTCTTTTCACTTTCTTTGATAATAAATGGTTGTGCAGCAGGCAAGAGATATGATAGATGGGATGGGAGTAAGCAGCTTTCTTGACGGATGCAGAAGATGGGGAAGATTACCTCTTTGGAGATAGGAAGTCTACTGGAAGCTATTGCTTTTAATAAAGCCATCTCGGGTGGTGCTCCCTTCGTCCGCCCTAAGTAAATAAGTAGGATCCCTTCGTAAGCTAGCTATTTCCCTTCGTCCAATACCACCCAGAAATGCAAGAACTGGGGATAAAGCGGGGATTTTGCCCTGTCAATCGATATTTGACATCGAAGTGTACCTACACGAAAAGCGCCGCAGCCTGTCAGCATTTTATGATGGCAAAGCCAACAAAGCCATGGGGAACCTTTATCCCTACGCTCGAGGTACGAGGAAGGTACGTGATGAGCGGTATGTCTCTAACCTTTCAAACCCTATCGCCACCCCCGGTGAAAAATAAAATTCCTGGGCTTGCCAATCATTAGGGACATTGAGCCAAACATCCGGAATCAAATAGAAAAGAAAGAATGGATGGTGATATATCTAAAAAACCCACTTAATCTCTACCTTCAATACGAATCCCGTAGGTCGAAAGCATACCACTCAACCGGACAGGGACAGGCCGCCCAAAAGGACATTTATGTTGATTTCTGGCAAAAGAGAAAGAGTTCTCATTCTTTTTCATCAACGAAATGACTAGAGGACTAGAGTAGTTCCAATTCCGAGAGTAGGGCCTGTACTGAACATAGTTGCAGCTCCGTAACTCACCTATTGCATTCACACCAAGAAGGAAGCGATTGATTAATCTTACTGTTCTGGCGTGGTCTTTTAAGTAAAAATTCAATTTTCAACTTGTATTGGAACAATTGACTTGTCCACTTCTGGCGCTTGCTGAACACAATTGACTTGACCGTGGAAGCGTAAAATACTATTCTTCGCCGCCGTCCCTTGCTTGTTTCAATCAAACAACCTCTTGATTCAATTTACCTCCCTACAGCTTCTTGCTTCTTTGAGCTCTAGTGTTAGCATACATTACTTAAGGAAAAAAATAACTACACTATGCATATTCAAACCCCATATATGAGAGTATGCCTAAGTAAGCGTCTCAACTTTTTCACAACTTCTTACATAGAGCGACTCAAGTCAGAAACTCTCTTTTCCTTCAATACGTTGGTCACAACTTGCATACCTTTTTTCATATAGAAGGATTGAGCTAAAGCCGTTAGTGCATCCCCAGGGAACGATTGGAGAAATTACACCGCCAGAACTATTACGATAAAACGAAATGAAACGCTAGAGTTATGGGGTCTATAGGCTCGTTCATTTCACTCGCTTGGACTATTTGCCGACTGAGAAAGAAAAGATCAAGAAGTGTCCTAGACATTTAGCCGACAAGGGCTTTCATGCTAAGTACCATAGACAAATTAAGTAGATAGCTCAGCAGCGATTGAAGTGAGGAAAAAAAAGCCGATGTCCCAGTATCACTCGCCTAAGGGCTTATTTTATTGAGGAGTGATGTCTCCCGACTTGTGTGTCGTGCCAGGCCTCTTCCTTCACCGAAGGGGGGAGAAGTCTTTGATAAGTAAAGCTAAACAGAAAGAAAAGTCCACTATGATTCCTCAAGCTAGACAGAAAGAGAAGGAATAGGTCCTACTGGTCTCGGTACACGAGATGGGAATTCCGTGCTATTGGAACGAAGAGTTGTCCTGTACTAAAGCTAGTGAAACGAATCGTTGGGCAGTTGTTCCAGCCAAGCAAGAAAGATTACTCAAAAAGCAGCTACTTCTAGTTGGACAGTTTAGACAGCAGTTCAAGCCAGTCAAGACAGGTCTCTCGATTAGCTAGCCGGAGCTTGTGACGAATAGTCTGCTTATCCAGTAGTAGGAGTTAGAGTCGAGCAAAGGGATGCGAAAAAGAACTTGCTTTCCAAGAACTTCTTTCGCTTGCCAAGAACTTATGCGCGAGTATGCCAGTCCTGCGCAAGCAAAATCACTTGCTACTTGCTCAAGCTTGGGAAAAGCTCTATCTAGGTCTGTTTGGACAGCTACTTCTGTACTAGTTGAACAAGTTTAATGCCGCCGAAACAAGGGCCAGCCTTTGATCTTGTACTTATCTGCCTCAGAAGAATCAATGGGATGCTTGCTTGCCCAAGAGTCCGAGGGAGCAGAAAGGCCTTTTATTATCTAAGCCGAGCTTTGCTAGACACTGAGACTCGTTACTCGGCTATTGAAAAAATATATGTTTAAGTTTGTACTTTGCTTGTTGTAAGTTGAGGTATTATATGCTACCTTTGGTAACACATGTCCTCAGTCCAGCAAACATTTTGAAGTACATACTTTCCAGGCCTTTTATGATAAACCGAGCTTGGAAAGTGGGCTATTGCCATCTCGGAGTTCACACTAGTGTACACTCCCGGCAGTTAAGGGTCAAGCAGTAGCAGACTTTCTAGCTGATCATCCCATGATTGATGTGCCACCAGAACAGTACGAGATTGGATCCATAGAAGCAAGCCCTTGGAAGCTCTGGTTTAACGGGTCAAGAACAAAAGAAGGCGCGTGCGGCAAGATAGAAATCGGAGGTTAAGGAAAGAGGCTCTTTATATATATTGGTGCCGGATTGCATATTTGTACATTGAGTACAGCCAAGCAATTTAATTTGGACCCTTCCTGCTTTGCTTCTATTCCTCTTTATCAAAGATAGCTCTTTCCCCGGCCAGGCGACGCACCTCCGGGAATACATTATATATAAAGAACGAAATCAATCGCGTACTTCACCCTGACCCATTATGCGAGCTATTCCTCTACTGATTTAGATTGAGATTTCCTTTTCCACGCGGGAAAGACCCCTAACGAACCAACCAGCCAATCATGCTATCCTTACCTTCCAACCAACCCCTTATATTCCGCTTCTGCAGCTGCTGGGTATATCATCTCGGGCCCGTGATGCCCGCAGCTCAATCTGTTTTGCAGTATGGACGGCGCAAGAACAAGAATACGCGGCTTTGTTGTTCTTGCAGCGGCGGTGCTGCTGCTTCTGCTCTTTCTCGCCCTCCTGCTCACTCCGGGTTGACAGGTGCCTACTCGAATAACGAAGCAAGAGCCTGGAGTGAACTCTCTCTATGTAACGAAGAAAAGAACTTTCCCATTATCTGATGCTACGAATCATACGACTAGACTGAATCTAAAAATTCGTAGATAGGACTGCAGATGTATAGATTGTCTTAGGCCTGCCTGGCCTTACTTCTAAACTTGACTCCGAAAAAAGAATCGTTGGGGGCGAACACAACTTGTCTATCTCTCAACTCCGGGAGAGTAACCACCTCGTCGAACATCTGAATAGATGGATTCATACTTTTATGAGCCCCAGTAATTAGAACATCGTCGCCGTCTTCCGTAGTCTGCTGAGTGCTTGCTTTTTCGGAGTCATTGGTGTTCTCTTTTTCAGCAAAGCGATAAAGCGAAATCACTGCCTACTTCCGTTTCCTTGATTGCCTCGGAAACAGCTCGACTCGGCATATGTAGATCGAAAGCCTTCCATTCGTTCCTTTAACGCATGCTTAAAAGGCGGCTGGTGAAGTACCTTGCTAGATGCATAATTACTCAGTTTCATAAAGTGGAATAAAAGAAGAGAGTGCGTCAATTCCTTCATTTAATAGAGCTTGCTTGTCTAGAAAGACATATGATCCAGTGGTGCAGCATATCCCGCAGAAAGATCCCTTTCCAACACTTCAGCAGGCATTGAAGATGGTGCATAAGGAGAGTACACGGCAGAAAGCTTCATCTTCACTTAGCGAGCAATCTTAGCTTGTTGGATCTTTTCCCCCGCCTTTATCATAGGCTCTCTCTTTCCTCTGATCCTTATGAGTCCTAATCTAGCTTACTTTTATGGGATGGGAGAACTTCTTCTTAAAGACCGAAGAACCCCTTGCTATTGGTTTAGCTCACGGGACACGTCTTGGATCACTGGAGTTGCTTTACTCGTGGATTGGGTCAACTCGGTTACAAACTTAGTTCGAAAAAAGTAGCCCTATCGATATAGATATCAAACCTAAGCCAGCCCTTCTCAAACCATCAATCGAACTTGAGCGGCTTGATACAACACTGAGGAGGTAACGCATGGCTATTTCCACAGAGGTGCGTATGTATGTCTGTGAGAAGGCAATTTAATATAGCAGACCTAGCAAAAGAGGCCACAGGAGTTCTAAGATATCGAATGAATCCTTATCAATCAAGTATGATTTTAAAGTAAAGATCTTAATACTTGGTGAGATCAAAAACCAAGTTGACTTATATACTATACTCTTAAAAACAAATTAGAAAATTGACCTGCAGCTGGTTAAGGATACGATCAATAAGAATAGATGGTAGAAGCAACCAATAAGGCCAAGTATTCCAAAACTACCCAATTGATATTTGTGTTTGGCAACTCTCCTGTCAGGTAGTTTGCAGATAAGTAAATCGCCGCCCCAACCATCCATTGTGAAACTGCCGATCTCCATTGGGATGGTACAAGCTATAGTAGATAATTATGGCTCAAATTTAAGTATATTTCTTTATAGTGATGGGAAACTCAAGATGTTTATCGGGAGGGAGTGTACCTGGCATTTTTTTACTCAATAAAGACCTTCACTTAAAACCAGACTTTGAGGAATAGATCGCCAGCTATTTATTTCCATGAAGAAAAAGAGAGGCCTGCCTGCCTAGTGAGTGAAAATATAGGATAGCCTAGTGAGGTTACCTATGGATGATGGTATATGCCCTGATGGTTATTTTGGAAAATGAAGACTTTAGTTGGTAATTATATAACTTTCCAATCGATTCTGGCTGGAAGAATGTTTGTGAGAAGATTTCCATGAAAATTGAATTCCGCCGATTAGGTTCCCAATGCTCAAAGGGATAGCTCCAGACATATGGTTACTAGCTTCAGAAGTTCAAGTAGTGATGAGAAGTTTGTTAGAGAGTGCTTAATTATCCTGAACATTTATGGTTCTCTTCAATCAATAGGTTTGGAATACATTTTTAGGGCCCAATAAGCCAAATAAGGCACTCCACCGTCTCGCTTCGCCCTCAACACCATCCATAGCCAAAGAGTGAACAGATGCGTGCCCACCCGTAAGAGCAGGGTCCACGATTGTGTGTGGAAAAACCAAGAACAAACAACACACTTCTAGATGATCTATTGTCCACTCATCCAGATAAAGAGTTAGCACTCATTAGAAAACTAAATACGTAGATCAAGGCTATAAAGAAGCAGTCAAAGGAAAGTAAAGATATTATTAGTCTAGTTGATACTAGATAATAGTCTAGTTGATTGTCTAGTTCAGAGGAAGACTCTCTTCGGGGAATTCGAGGGAAGGACTGCAGCACAGCCTACCTCAGGTATAAAGACAGATAACAAACTCAAAACGAACTCACATAACCAGCTGGAAACATGAAAACAAGGAGACCAGCAATCATCATCACTTGTCTCTCTCGAGCCGTCCACCTTAGAACTGACCTGGCAAGAGAATAGAGATCTGGCCTTTGGATCAACTAGCTATATGGATTCTTTCTAACCGGCTGAAAAGCAAGCAAAGATCCAAGAAACCACTCAAGAAACTTGCCCAGCAAGAAAACGAATACTAGAGCCATATCCTTTCCGCTGCAAACAGAACAGAGACATCCTCCATCAAACCCAAAGCTAGGCATCAAAGAAACCGGAGACCAATAGGCATGGCATCAAAGGCTTACTCAAACTTAACATACGAATCCACACCACAGAGCATATCTACTCCTGCTAGAGAAACAGACAAGGAAATCACAATAAATCGAGATGATACGATGGCAGCGAGCTCCCTATTGATAAATAGTTATAGGAAGTATGACAGTGTATAAAATTCTCGTAGATAATGTATAATTTCCAGTGTAAATGTCAATGTATAAATTCTGGTTATATAGTGAACTTTCGAGTTTACTTAAACCTGTGTTGTAACTCTAGGAGTATAGCGATGGCTCTTCGTGAGAAATCCCTAGTATAGCCCCTGCGTAGTTCTCCGTTCAGTTCACATAGGAAATTTCACTTTCACATTAAGAGGATTCCTTAGTTTAGAATGTCTAAACGTTATCCGTAAGGAGTTTCCTATATGTTATGAAGCCGGTAGTAGGAAATGGGTTTCAATGCCCATTCGTTCCCGGCCGGAATCAAACTATATAATTGTTAAAGAAGTGAGTAAGAAGCATTTCCACTATCGTCCGATGCATCGGACGCTGCATCTCCCGCTTATGATGAAGTAGAATATCATGATATTAGGTAAGTTTTGATTGAACAGGTAGTCTTTAAATCTAAATCTTTACTTGCCAAATATCCCTGCTTCGTTTCAATCTGTGAATATCACAGGATGTAAACATAAAGAAAGCAAAAAACTCTACCACGGCAGCAAGACTGTTGCTCAGAAAGAAGAGTTTCCCTAAACCTACTCCCTATTCTTCCAACAAATAGGTACACTCCTGGGAGTTTAGGTTAATAGTACCCTTCTTTCCAATTCTAAAAGAAGCAAACTGACCCAAAAATGCCTCTATTTTGGTAGGATCAGTAGAAACTCCATCCTTTGTGATGATGTGGCCTAGGTAATCTATCTGGGGCACACCAAAAGAGTACTTAGAAAGCTTAGCGTACAGCTGATGCCTTCTTAACAACTAGAAAACTAGCCTAAAAAGGTTAAGTATCTAGGTAAGTCTCATGAACTTATTAAAAAGTTTCATTTTTAAGGAGAATGAACTGGCAGATCCGTTGGCAAACTCTGCTCAGTAGGTCATCTCAGACCAAAATCACTAAGATCTAGAGTGTAGTGAATAGACCGGATATTTTCCCTTCCAGGGTGGAATCAATTGCTGTTACTAAAGTAATGCGATAAATCAGACTTTTCTTTAAACTTTTATACTAATCTTACTTTTTCTTTAAAAAGGGAAGATCTTAGGATTTTACAATTGGAGTAGGTCCGGGGCCAGAAAGCGATATTCCATCTACAAGGGACGGGGGATAGATAGTGGGATATAGATAGTAGCGAGCAACTCCCAAAGCAAGAATGTTCTTCGAGTAACTGCGTCCCCAGGTAATATACATAAAAAGAAGGTAAGCTCTTTTCTCCGACTTTAGAGTAAATACCGAGTCGGCTAGGCAAAACGTTAGCTTTGTTTGGGATCGATATAGAATTCCAGTAAAGGCGTCTTTCTTGTATGTAAATCATCCCTTCCTAGTCTCCATTCATATGATGAAATAAATCATATGATGAAATAAAAAAAGGAATTTTAACAAGTATTAAAACACACTATTAACGAAAATATGCATTGACAAATGAGATGAGCTATCCAAGAAAGTCCATATATTCAACCATATATAAGGCATTCTGGCACACTAACCAATACTACACTTGTACGAGCTGCTTCTCTCTTATGTTCATCTTCCACGCCTGTCCGCATCCCCAGCACTAAATGAGTGAAATCAAATATTTTTGACCGTAGCAAAGAAATAAATTTATTTTCAAGAGTAGCAGGTCAGCAGTAAATGAAGTAGGAAAGTGCATCTTCTGGAATTTCATCAACTTGCAACTCAATAAATGGGTTCCTCGGGAGAGCATCTTACGTCCGCTATTAAAGTAAAGGCAGGTGTAGTTAAACAGCATGAAATCCGTATGTATGGGCTTGTTTGTATGGCCTCCTCGTTAATAAAGTATGTGTTTAAGCTGATTATGATACGATCTATCCTGTACCTTTTTCTTTCTATTTTTCCATAAAGCTGTAATCTTCCTAATAGGGCTGGCTAATTTCCACTCCCAGTGTACTAGACTAAGAAGTATCAAAAGCATTGGGGTTACCTATAACTTACACTGCCCCAATGCTAGTTGACTTAGCTGTGTAAAATAAATGGTGAAAGGATGGAATGTGGTGCGTCATGCATGGGAGTCGACTGTGAAGTGCAAGGTTACAATTTTCAGTCTGATCTGAGTCAACGGAGTTATGCGGGTGTGTATTACATGATACTGGGAAATGCCCGGTTTTAAGATCTCAGTCCACTGTACCTTGACATGAAAACTCAAAACCTTATATTTAACTGGGGAGAAGAACGGAGTGATACATGACTTGAAGAGCATGGAGCTATGCTTGTAAATTATGTTGAGGTTGCTAAGGTCGAGAGCGGTGATATTGCGAAAGCGGCGACGAATAGGGAAAATTCAACGGTACACCCCTCAACAGCAAGGCCTCATGATTCCGGAAGCAACCGTGCCACTTCAATCTAGTGGGGGTAGCATTAGAAGGGAGTGTGGTCAGAGGCAACATCTTAAAGCAAGTGCATTTGCCCCGAGCTTATAAACAGGCTACTGCCCAGCAATTGTCTGATTGGTGCTCAGAACAATTTGGTAACATGAAGAAGCGGATCTTCACTTTGTTGAAGCGAGTCTTCAATAGACCACTCACACTCGCCACAAGACAAGAGGAGCAATATATACACCGTGAGTGAGCTTCCCTTACAACCAACATAGTTTAGGCTTATGGCCGGAGAAGATATTTTTTGGAAGCAGCGCTCGAGAGTCCAGTGGCTGAAGGAGGGTGACCAGAATACTCCTTATTTCCATCGGAGAGCGAATGAACGCCCAGCAAGCGCCACGTATGAAAAAAACACAATATACGGCAAGAAAACGGGCAGCGTGCTAACGCGCAACTCTCACATTTTAGGAGAACAACTTCCCTTAAGGGAAACCAGCCAGAGCCATATATATATAGGCCGTAGGCGGGGATAAGCCCCTTGCTATCTTCTTAATGCGTTTACCTTAGGGCGCAGCAAAAAGCTCGTTTACCCATATAGTTAGGAAGAGAACTCACAGGGAGAAGGAATTCTCTAAAGGCAGGGCTTTCCTTGGGCTTCAAAATTGTTATATAAAGGCCCATTAGCCTCCACCATATACTAACATAGAGATCTTTAAAAAGAAAAATCCCCATGACTATGTAGACTATTGTGTTGCTTCATGTCATACGCACTGCCCGGACTACTTTGTCAGACCATGTGTAGCTAGACAGACATGACATTAGTTTATTCTGGGGTCGTGCGAGGCGTCCACCCTCATTCTGCGATTTGAATAATTAGATGAAGTCCGCTTCTTCGCCGCTTCTTCCCAGCCTTGTTTTTTTGATGATTTCGCTTGTTTGCTTGTGAATTTATTTGGGCGTTTGGCTTCAATCCATTCTCTTCTGTTAACTGCTTCGGAAAAGCTCTTATTGGTTTAGGGCTAGTCAACTCTTAGATTCCGGAAAAGAGGGTGAACTTCCTTCACAGACAAGCCGTATAACTTTCTTTTAGTAGGAATTAGCCAGCAGGGAGTGGTTAGGTAAAGTATCTAGTTGGTCTGGATGGAAAGTCTCTAGTTGGTAGTACTGATTTATCCGATTCTTACTTGTCACTTATTTATTACAGCCGGTTTTCCATGTCCAGATTACCCTTTAGCTAGGAAGGGTTAACTTAGCTAGTAAAATCTTCTTGGATTAGGCTTAATGTTGTAGGGCTGCGAGCCGATTCGGGTATCTTCTTGTTTACAGCCTTCTTCGATTCAAACTATTAGCTTATCTTCTTAGGCTTTGGAATGAGATCGATCTTATGCCTGGCTTAGACTACTAGACTCCGGCTTACGCCTTATGCTCTTACGCATTTTGATGAGATCAGAGATTCTGGTAACTGGCGCTTTTACAGCACTGAGGCAGAACACTGTGTTTTTTTTCTGGGTTTATCCTCGATAGGCAAGTAGGTCAGGAAAGATATATTGGGCAGCGACGGAAACTCAACTATTAAATTAGGTTGTTTGGGCAGATTGACACAAGCTCATAGGCAAAGTAATAGGCTTTCCTCGGATTTTCTACAAAAGTCGTTTTCGAGATAGGTGAAAGAGTCAGTAACAAGGTCTAGCGGATAAGGAAGCTCTGTTTTTGGTTCAACGGTGCGGATTCCACTTCAACAAAAAGAAAGAAACTATTTCCGAGACAAAATAAACACTATTGACGAGAAGTTAGATAAGGTCCCTAGTGGATTCATTATCAGGGTAAATACGATTTCAAGCAAGAGCGAAAGTGAGTAGTGAAAGAAGTGATCGTTAGTAGTTACTCACTTTTTAGAAGCCCATAAAGTAGTAGAAAAGCCGGATCCAAGCAAGTAGCACTTCGCCAATATGAGTTTTGATAAGTAGGTAAAGCCTTATTGATTTCCTAGAAAGCAGCTTACAAGAGGAGAATAGAAGACGTGGAAAAAGTAGCCCCTATCGACAAAAGAGAATCCCTGGCTGACTTCAATTTAGTGATTTCATATCGTTATCAACGTTGAATCAAGATTTTCGTGGTGGGATAGGTATAGAGTAACTTGCTTACCTGACCAACTTTCTTAACATAATTGAAAGAATTCCCCCTTTCAAGCGAGCTAGACACCCGGAAGGTAAAAATATGGCATTACGAAAAGCTTTAGTACTAAATTGACCTTTCAAGAGGTCTTCTTGTTGGAAGATATGAGTTATCCTCATTGGATATAAATTTGACACCTTTTGAAATATTTATCCTCTTTTGTAGTCAGCAGGAGGAGTTGCTTGGGAGTTTTAAGTGAGCCGCGCTCTCTCTTTCGGAATTCAGCACCTTTTTTCCACTCTACTTAAGCATGAGATGACTATCTACGACTATGAGACTCTCCCGGATTCAACTGGACTTATCCATTCGCGGCTTCAGCAAAATATCATATATAGTCACAGTTGTTAAAGTTCATCGGTTCTTCCTAGCATCATCTGGAACTATCATTTCTTCTTTGTTTCCAAGACTTTTTTGGGGGAGGTTTTCCTTACTTCACAAGCTAGGGGTAGCGAGTAAGCCAATCCAATCCGTACTGCTTGAAAGAACGGAACTAGTTAACGTTCTTGCCCACTACTTCATTACAATCTCTACATTATGCCTCGGTTCTTATCTACTGGAAAGAGTACGTCTTTCCTTCATGAAGCTAACCCTACACCTATTCTCTCGAACGGGGTGGTTCTCTGACGGTGTCCAGGAGCAACGAGGTCTTAAACAGTAAGGGATACAAGTCGCCAAGATCAAATTATACCTCGGGCTCACCAAACTTCCATTGCGCATTCTCGAATTGTCTTGACTTCGTCGCTTTGAAGAGGGCGCAGAACGGATCCTGCCTGGGGTCAGCGCATAGACTTTGTGCAGCTCGTCAAAGCCTGCATGATCTCTATATAAAGCTCTTTAACATCTTCGGAAGCAATAAAATGCACCTGCACCGTGTTCAGTAGAGAGTGACAACGATTCGGTGCATCAGCAACATAGTTTTTGACTCCTTTCTTTTGATTCAGGACTCCCGCCTTAGGCTTGAGCATTTGTTGGTTGTTGGATCTGGGAATGAAGAGGTGAACTTGGCTCTCATTTGACACCTATCTTTCTTCCTCCGTTCTATCTGAATCTGCCCATAGCTCACAATTTAGGAGGTTGGCGGTATCGCGCCCACTTCATCCGATTCATCCTCTTCTTATTCTCTGCCTGAAGATCTCGATCCTATAAGTTCTGGGATCTAACAGGTCTGGCTCATCTCTTCTCTTCTTAGAAAAGCATGAACCGAACCCTGCTTCCTATCATGGTAAAGTCTTGCCCTGGTCGTCTCGCTGCTAATCCCGCTCGCTTGCCAACCAACCCTTTCACGTTGAGGAACAATACCCGGGGGGATTCAGGCAAAACACTTAGATCCGGCGAGTCGAGTGCTGAATACTTCAACCACGATCTGTAAAGCGAGCTAAAAGAAACCGTTAGTATTCAAGGCAAAGCCATGAGTGGAAGCGCCAGTCTACTTATTGGATTGGCATGCCGGTAACATGTAAGGGCTGATAGTTGAACTTGTCACTTTATGGGAAGAAAACATCTGCAGTGATGGTGGCGCCAATCTATCTTCTGTAAAAGATAGAGCTTCATACCTTGCCAGCTATATATAAGTTGCTTGGGGGGATCGGTAAACCCAGTGAACATGATCGATGAAGCGCGAAAGCTATAAACTGATAAGTTCCGTAGATAGAAATGCCCTAATCTCCGTCTTTTTGATTCTTAAGTGAAAGACGGATTTTCAATTAAGAAGTAGTACAGAAGTTGGTTTCGATGAAAGGAAGTGAAGACGGGTCAGTAAATGCTGACATGACGGAATCTGAACTGAAATCTGTCTTAAGTCTATCTATGATGGAATTGCTTTAGTTAGTACTAATATTAGAGTTTCCTTAGAGGAAAGAAAGTGAAAGTAGGCAACTGAATGGAGCTATCGACTCTGCCCGATGAATCGGTAAATCAAGACAAGGATGGGAAAGTGCCGGAGTTAGGCCGGTATGAAATGAGGAAGTTAGCGATTTCAGTAGGATTTCCTGACCAGACTCCTTCTCTACAAGCACGCCTTAGCAAGAAGATATGCATGCAGGGTACCTGCCCGGAGGACACCACATCCAAGGTTTTTGGATTTGTACGAGGGGTAGTAAGTCGCCGCTTTACCTTTTCTTTGCTTTTAACCTACTTAATTAACTAAATGTCTGTATGCTTCCAATCCTCTGTATAAAGACTACAAAGAGGTGCTTTGCGCAGTAAATGCTTTGTCTTTTTAAGCAGATCAAGTCCTCGCTAGCAAGCCAACTTCAATATTAGGTACTTCTCTATAAAGAAAGCGCTTTACAGATATTCGTGGGCGGGCCCACATATGTACTTTCGATACCTGATCAGTTGGTGTGGACAAATAACCCTGTCGCTCTATATGCGAAAGAACGTTCTCGCTTTCACTACTCACCTTGCCCCCTTGCCGCTACAGTCGTTTCGGCTACTGACAATATTTGAGGAGTAAGTAAATAGATAGCAGTTGTCCCAGGATAAGAAAACATTGGATGATTCTCCTGGGTACTGCCTTTCTGCTTTAGTGTTGGATGGAGGGGCTGCCGGGTATTCCCCTCTCACATTCAATATAAAAATTAGCATGTTCCTTTCTTTTTCCTATATGGTTTTCTTGGTTGCTCTTACGAAAACTACATCTTTATAACCTTGAAATGCAAGATTACAACCTCGTTGTCAGCATGCCAATCTCTTGCTGAGCTGGAAATTGTTGGAGTTGAAGTTATTGCCCCCTCCTTTTTTCATATCTTCCTACACTGAGCAACTACCTTCAAACTTTTTTTGCCTTTTGGCTCTGGTAGAATTTCCTTTTGAACTGGACTTGTTTGAAGAGAGAGATTTGCTTGGTTAGCAAGAACCAAAAAAGAGAATATTAAGTTGCCTCACAAACATGCAAGATCTAGTCCAAAGCCCGAAATTCTTTCCTTTATGGCTGGTTTACCAGGGGCATATTACGGTGTTTCGAAAGGCTGTTTTGGGCCTTTTCAACCAAGCGAACTGCTTCCTTTGTCTCAGTACCACAAGTTGGAATGGTTGAAGCTTTGGGATCAACAAATACGAATCTTCCAGCTCGCTACCCACAGCTGTGTGTTCTTCGACTCCTCCAATAACTATGGCTTCATTGGTCTAGGTATCCGGTTGTAAGGAAAGGCCCATTTCTTCGGCTGGAGTAAAGTATAGATCTCCGGAGCTTATGATGATTTCCTTCTTTTTAAAGAGCCTCAGGCCCGAGGAGACTTCATTCCAAATCAAATCGTAGTGATAAAAGACATTTGGGAGTTGGGGTTCTTGCGGCTGGATGATTTGCCTCAGGATTGCCTTCCAGGTTTAGGTTGTAAAGAGGTTTAGCAAGCATAATAATAGACGAGAGTTTCCCAGGAGAATCCTCCCTTAGCATGGAACAAACTGAGCTAGGTACATACATATAGGACTTTTTCTTGCTTGTTTGTAACAACTAGTCCCGTAGCAAGCTAGCAATAGGCCAGCTGAACTAACTATTCGTTCCCTTAGCCTTCCTGCAACACCTGTCCAAGTAGGCACAATACGTAGCACGGGAGGGATTGGCTTTCCAAACTGTCCTATTCGTTCCATTGACGGGGGAAGGAAACCCGGACTCGAGCGAGGCTAGGCTCCTATCACTTGCACGTTGCCCTCCAAAACTTACGTCCACCTATGCGGCACGCATTTTTTTACCACTATCTATTTTCCACTATATAAGATAAAATTAAGTACTTTCGAGTGAAATTATAGTCGTTACATGAACTTCTTTCACTACTTGTTTTTTCTGCTTTTCATTGTTGTTTTTGTATTTCACTACGTGCACTTCAAGCAAGTAAAGATAACGTTCCCCACGGCAGCAATCCTACTCAGATAGCAATGCCGTCAGCTCCAGTTTATCCATTATACCAAATAGAAAAAGTAAGACGTTATAACCTGCTTCTGATAGCAGCCCTCCTCAGCAAGAACTACTCTTCGCTATCGTACAAGCCTAATTCCCTATTTTTTATTTGACCGTGGAACTACATTAACTCTTACTTACTTTACCTATGCCTACGTTGCTTCTTAACTTCCTAATATTATATATAGTTATACTAATCCAACCCTGATAGTAAAGGCTGGTCAGCCAAGCGCTAGCAAGCTGAAGTTATGAATAGAAGGGAGAATAAGTCCTTACACCGGAAATCCAATACTAAAACTGGAACCTTCCATCAATTCCTTTCCCAGCTTTTCTTGGTCGAGCAAGATTGTAGGGTCCTGTACCTTCCCCTCTAACCTTAACTGAGCTAGATAGCACAAATTTAAAGTAGCTTGCAGAAAATGCATTGTCCGCTATTCCCTTTCATGAACCTTACGCTTGTACAACTGAAACATGTGCCTGTCTCTTCACTGCTAGGAACGAACAACAGTTTACTCCCTCCTTCGAATACAAAATTCCCTAAAACAGGCAGGAACAGGGCATTTCTCAGATACGGAATGTCATTTTTGACCGCAGCAGCTAGTTTACTTTATCTCAACAAGAGGGCGTACTTGTTTTATAACCAGAAGTATAGATTACACGCCGTCTGCTGCTTTTCTATCTAGGAGATACAATTCCTGCATTTGACTACAATTGCTTCCTTTCCTTTATTTGCCTTACACTTTCCTGTAACTGTAACTTTCACTTCTTCGCTTTACCCGCTCGAGTGGGTCGACTCAGAGCAGAAAATAGGGTGGTACCTGTATCTTACTTGCCTGCCCGGCGCTTTTAGATCTACCTCCCTCTCTGTACCTTAACTGAGCCAAATATCTCTTTTTTAATAAATATTTTGAATTTTACTTTCCTTTACCCTCGTGCACGAGGAGAGGACCTAGGTAGGAATTGTAATACCCGCTCGCTTCCTGTAGCTGTAATTTACTAAAGCAGGGTCTTCCTTCCACTTGCTTTTAACGGGAATTATCCTATCGCTTCACTCCTTTAACTGGGACGTATTGACTTTAGCCTAAATTGAGCGGCACAGTGTTCTATCTAGTCTTCTAACTCGAGTTCAAGTACCTCTGGTGCCTGCCATACAAATTAATATACCCTCATTGTAGTATGAAACTACCCTCGTGTACGCATTCACTTATCTGTTGACTGACTTTACTACACTACTGAAACGTACCTTACTTGCCTGTAAGTAGAAATCCCATACTTGCTTGCACATCCTTTTATGAGACACATAGGATCTCGTACTCCACTTTTAAATAGAGTCTGCCTTCCTCAGTACATTTGCCGGCGCACTGTGCCTTGTCTTTCACAAGACTTTTCCAGGTCAAATAAGACATTCATACACTCCTTAACACTAGCCCCTTTCTCAGTTCACAATCCCTTGAACACACGCAACTGAGCTAAATAGGGCAGGTTGGAAGTAGTTGTTTGCGCATTTTGTTCATTCCAACAGTTGTAGGAGTTGGGCACTTTCTTGGTCCGTCAGGGCATTCCTTTTACCTTTCCCTAGTTGCAAATCTATAGGTCTGGTTGAAACAACACCGCCTGCCTTTCATTAACAGAGTGTACTACCCCCTTTACCTTCCTCGAACACACGTAACTTAGCTAAAGAGGTTGTTTCCGACCTTCCTTTTTAAGAAATAGAGTTGCCAGGTTCTATTGTTGAAGTTTGCGTGTTCGGGGGTCTGCTATACCTGCATTTCCCGATTTGACTAAATCTTTCTCGACCGTACACGTGCCACTTTAGCGTAGGTATTTCCACTACTAGCAAAGAAACTGTAGGTATGAAAGCTAGTCTACCTTAAACATTTACACTATATAGAAGCGGTTATGCTATCAAAGGAAAGTATAGTAGAATACGATAACTTGAAAGAGCAGAGAGTTCTAAAAGCAAGGAAAGGGAAGTAGCTCATGTGTTCCCTTTAACAGTTATTCCGTCATGTAGCTTTCCGTGAGAACCAACTGAACACGAATATAGACTTGTAGAAGATGTGAAGTGGAAGGCAGCTGCCGAGCAATCCTATCCCAAAGTACCGAATACATAAACAGGGTAGAATAAACTAATAGAATGGCTTATGATAAGCAAAAAGCGTTTTATTTGTGCAAGTGCTTTATTTATGCTTTTCCCTACTTTTATGTATGCTTCTCCTTATGCACATATACTTCTGCACAATAGATTTCCCTGTTCGCATATATTGCTTTACACTTTGACAGCCAATTAAGTGTATATTTCCTAAGTGTATATTCCATTCAACAATTAAGTTAAGCAAAGAAAATTTCCTAAATATTGTTTGTTCTAGATTTGATGTACGAGTCTGTTACCAATCATCTACTTCTGCACATTACAGCAATAAAGCATTTACCCGACACTTTGGAATAACACGCAAGATAGCTGCCTTTCCTGGCGCTTGGAGAAATATATATCCGAACAACGTCCGGGCGAAAGCCCTGGCTGGACGGTGCAAATCCGTTCAAAGGTGGGTTTTCTAGACCGAGATGTCAATAAAAGCCTCACGAAGGAGCGGGATAACCATTAGAAACCTTTTGGAACGGGAGAAGGTTTCTTTCGCAAAGAACCGTCGCTCTCTGTTCAACCAAGCCTCTACACTAGACCCTACCACACACAGTCAGGTTACCATCACCCCCACCTTCTGACTTACTAAGAGTGAGAATCGATGCCTTCGAATCCCAGGATCGTCATCCAGAGAAACAGCCATTCCTTGTGGGCCTTACGTTCACGAACCGCATTCGGTAGAAAGTGGGATTCGCTTCCCGCCCATATCTCTCGGGCAGTTTTGCAGCTATACTTACCTAGCCGCATACACACCGGTGCTGGTACCCCTTGGTGCGGAACCACACCCTACCCTACGACCTTTAACGCTCTTCGGGGCTCACCCAATATCTGCACTCCAAAAATTTAACTCTTGGGTCCCTGAAGTTTGGGCCGAAGACCTACACATTACTATATAGGCCGCGCAATTACCAATGTTACCGTTCGTTGAATATCCAACTCCCTTCACATTCACCATCAATTTCTCAGCGGGCTGGTTTTCCCCTTCCGATACTAAGAGTCCACCTCGGGCACGCAGAATTTGGCATTCCAACTACAAACCATGCAAAATCCACCGTCAACGACAATCTTGCGATTGCGCTCCGTTCTTACGTCAGAGGTCGATTCCTACCCCCTTGTATAGGGAATCAAATCTAGACACATTGCTTCCTTCAGTCCAATCCTAATACGATAATGATCATTACCCAAATTCTTGTCCTTAGTCCGCAATCTCCCGTTACTTCTTTGCCCTTTCTGCCTGTTCTAGAAGAACATCTAGCGAAGACTATGAACTCCCGGAAGAGAGGATCCCGGTCCACCCATTCCCCAAGCTCGTTCCTCGCTTCCTAGGCCTAACCCTCTCGCACAGCGATTATCCACCGCTAGCTTCCATTACAGCTAAATTCAAGGAGGTGCAGGCCCTACGATATAAGCCAGATCACTCTGCCTCATTAATAGAAATTGCTATCAGTTGACTACTTTCCTTATGTAAATATGCCGATGTCTTTGGTGCATCCTTAATACTCAGACAAAGGGCACTACGACTATCAAACATACTTTATTTCATGGGTACTCCTAATCCACTTGACCTACTTGGAACATCTTTAGGACTTACGGATGCAAGGGTATGCCGGTAGTCCTATTTGCCCCTTACCCCTTCCGGTGACCTTTTGCTAGTTCACCAGTTGCCCAGATTACCTAACAATCTCCATCTACGGTCTTCCCTGCGGGGAATGGAGTCCCTCGTCCAGTACTAGGTATCCACCGTTCCCTGGCACTAAGCTGCCTTGCGCTCTCATAAAAATTAGGTCTTTCGGTTTTGCTATTTATGCGAATATGCATTCTTCTTTGTGCAGTTTGGGCACGTACCCGTCGCACCGTGATTCCCGCACACATCCCTCAGAACTACACCTCCTTACCACACTTACCTAAGCCCCTGGGGCACCTCCGTCTATGTGTTAAGCACATCGCTGTACTCTCCACATTTCGCTCTAATCCCTGTTTCGTTCCATTTCCGCTCTTTCCCATACGACTCTTATGAGTTGCCACTCACACGTCTATATACTAAATTACTTCCACTTCATTCAACGGACTAGCGTTGCTCCAGATTCTCTATGGCACGTGCTCCATTGTTCTCTTTGTACCCAGTACTGAGAACTTCGGATATTTGACCTGCGATCCTCTTTCACAACTCTATTTTGCCATTTATCTTCGATCGGAAACATGCTTCTCCTTTTCCTGGGTACATCAAATAGATAAGAATTGGGCAAGTTTTTTATAGCTGCCTTCTTCGCTGCGCGCCTTGCGTACCGTGCTTTGTTTATTCACTTGGCTATCTCTACTCCAGTTAGCAACCTATCCATGAATACGCATCTCGTGCTAGCTTACTTGCCTACAAAACCGTGACATAACCTTATCAACTACTGTTGACTGATCTAGTCCATGCCTTTGACTTTTTCTTCCATGCTTTGCCTAAAAATATTCCTTTCCCATGTGGCTCAAGGTAGCATTACTTTTCCTATAAAGAGCGGTAGGCAGAGGAATTTCCTGTCAAATAGATATCTCTTTGCTCTTCAGCCAGTAAGTCTGAAAGCAAGTCAGTTGTAGGCCAGACCTGTCATCAGTAGTTCTACTTTTGTAGATTGAAGCTTTTATAAGGCAGGAATGAGAGCTGCAAAGGCAGAGATAAAGCTGCGATTGCTCTTGCTCGACTCTTCATGGCACGGTTGGCCGGGAATGAGAACAAAAGGAGTAAGAAGAAACTGGCTAAGATTCAATTAACCTAGATAGCAACCAGTTCAACTAAAGGAAGTAGCTTACGGGCTTAAGGCTGCTAGGGACTCTGGGGCGAGAAGAAGCTTTTCCCGCATTCCTGTTGATGCAGAGATCAGACGAGAAGGCCCATCTCTTTACTGGAATCCGATGTGATAGAAGGAGCAGCTCTAGCTTAAGCCTAAGTTGATCCTTACTTACTGAGACAAAGAAGATAGTTCAAGACAGTTCGGTGATACAAGACCGGGTAAGCACCAGCTATATCGAAGCCCAATGCCAAGCAAAGCCCTAGACGGAAAGTGAAGAAATTGGCTTCAAGCTTCGCCCTTACGTGTCTATGAAAAAAGTAGGATTCCCCTATCGAGAAAAATCCTACCAATGAGGGTTGACGATAGAATGAAAAAAGTGTGAGTGACGAAGTCGAGGGTCTTTTCGTTTTGAGTTTATAGCAGATAGCATAATTTTATAGCAGATAGCAGAGCTAGCCTCTTCAACTCTACCTGTCCCGTCTTTTTGATAGCGAGTCCTCCCATTCCAGACAGATGTGAGTTGCGAACCGCTTGCACTATGCCCCAAGCCAAGTTTATGTTTTCAAAGTATACTATATATTTTTAGAGCAAGTGAACCAGATGAAAGCTGTGCTCCAATTGGTGGACGGAGACTATTCCATTGGTCAAAGTTTTTTAGCCCGAGACTAACCAGCCATTAAATTATGAGTATTTCCCTGAAACCAAGCAAGACGAAGTGCCCGGCCTGCCACCCTGAGATTAGAGCTAGCCATCAGCCATACCTTTCTTTGCTTCCCGCGGACCAGAAAATTGGTAGTTTTTTATGCCCTTTGTTTGATAGGTGGAGCGCGCCTAGCGACCCAATGAAACAAGTTGAGAGATTCTTTGCGTAGCCCCCGACAGTGGATTAAACTCTTCCTACACGACAGAGCTTTTGGGTACCAGCCAAGCAGTAGTATCTGAGTAAGTAGAGGCTTTTCGTTCGTAACGTTATACGTCACTCACTGGCCGCCAAGGAAGAAGTAAAAAGCAAGTTGAATACGCGCCCCAAATAAGTATCCTCTAGACCTTGCATCAAACCTGATTTTGTATGCTTCGCCTGTCCTGCTTCAAGCTTTTATTACGTAAGTCTATCCGTTTGTAACTAATTCTCATAAGCCTGGCCAGATGCTTTTTAGTAAAAAGCAGTCTTTAAAAAGCGTTGAACGAGTTTCTTCCTACCCTCTAGCATATTCTCTTTATTACGCAAAAAGCTATTCATAAGTATGTCCAGCTGTAACCACATATGCTACTTTTTCTGGGACTTAATTTCTTGCACCAACAACTAGTTATCCAGATGCCGATACTGTGATTTGCTTTTCAACCCGTGGCAAAAAGTTCATTTGCTTTCGATGTTTTTGACTGCCTTGGGGCTGACTTTGAAGTATCCCTTTTGACTGTTCCTTTTCATTCTTTTTTCAACAGGCCCACATAAATTCCTTGCCTCAATCTATTTTCCAGGCTATCTTGTCGAAACCCTATACTACTGGGTGGGCGGCTACCTGACTTTCTATTTATACTTTCTTTGCCAAAAAAATATGCTTTTTGTGATAACAAAGAACTACTTTCTACCGAAACGTAATAATATTAATGCTTTTCAGCTTCCTCAACTTTCCATTGATATTAATTTTTCCAAGTAGTTTGCTTACCCAACGTGTGACTTATTCAAACTATCTAGCGACCTAATTGAAGAAAGAATTTTCTTTTCTTCTGGGCGGGCTATTTCTTCCCTTGAAAAAGAGCTTGAAGAAATTCAATTTACTTACCCACTAAAGAGCGTTCTTTACGTTCTTTCCCTATTTCCGGAGTTGGCACTATTCCCGGTCTCACGACCGCGCCATGAGCGTCAGGTTTTTCACACCCGGATGCCTTAACCAGGTACTCCGTATCGTGACTTCCGAAACTGCCTAACAAGGCTTTCTCAGGGCTGCCTTTCGGTGAGGTCCACTTACTCCCAGTGAGGAGATAAACAAAATTTCCGTGAGGCTCGTCAGAGGTCGAAAAAAGAGTACTCTATTGAAGATAATATGACATGCGCCAGAGAAAAATCCACCAAAGTTATACCCTTTTTGATAATATGTTCAAGGGGGAGTTGGATCGTATGTTTGATCGCCTGAAGGAAGGATCGCCTCCCAAGATCTGTACGTGGAATCCTATTAATTATTTTTTTTATTCCAATTCGTATAGCTAAGGCAGCCCATTTCGAACTAGATTTGTTTGGCGTAATCAATCTTCCATTCCTGCATAAGAATTCCCATCTCCAACACCTACAACCCAGCTTGGAGAAACCACCCAAATTTCTCCTACCGAAACAACGCAGGTGCATTTCCTAATGCAAGCACGTCAGGAAACTTACCTCAAGCGCGATCTAGTCATCAACCACCAGGTTTTCCCCCAAGAAAATTCCACTCTCAACAGTCTCATCCAAAGTCAAATCTAGAACAGATGATGGAGACACAACAGAAGATAATGGAAACCATGTTGGCAAATAAAAAGACAACAGGCGAAGTGGTCAACAACTTAGCTGCAAAGGTAGATCTCCTGACAACACAACAGAAGATACTGGAGACGCAGAAAGGTCAGCAATATCTCTTTCATATATTTTCATATATGCATTGACCCATCTTTCAAGTTTGTCGAACTGATCATTGAAAAACCCAAAGAACTGAGCAGGATCCTGCTCTAAAAGGCTTCTGCCGCAGAACGACGAGCTCGGTTACATCCAAATGCTCACTCAGCTCTCTCTCAGATTGATTGAGGCGCGAAGCTGAAAGCATTAAGCCCAAAATGAATAAGGGGTCGAGCTCTGAGCTACAACCACGGGACTCTTCACAGGAGGCACCATTGCATCAGCTATTCCCTTTGCCTTTGAGAAATATGATCGGAAATTGTAGTTTCCTACTCCTATTTGGGGATACCAGAAGAATAGACCTATAACCTAACAGTTGAGGAAGAGTCCTAAGCTTGATGCTTATTTTTTTTGCACCGCTCCTACCTCGGTTCAAACTTCTCAGAAAAAGAAGCTCTGGACTGGAAAAGATAGACGGAGATTCCTGAAGTATGAAAGAATAAAGTAAACTGATATAAATGGTAGGCTTTGCTCTGTCTTGTTTTGTCTTTTTCAGGAAAAGTACCAATAAGATAAGAAGACTTTCGAGATCTGGCTTTTCAAAGCTCCGATACTTTCAGTCTAGCTTTGGCTTCGACCTCCCTCGCTACAATGAATCAGTAACAGGAGTGGTGTACCCAAGAAGAAGTCACTGGAGTTGAGATTGGATCCGTGCGGAGGGTGCTTTAGTAAGCATCTTTTTAGAAGAAGCCATTTTACAAACAAAGCAACCATGGAATTCTTATAAACATATACCCGGTGACTCAGTCAATATTCTCCCACCCTTAAATTCAATGCTTTCTTTAAAGAGACCGGAGTTAGCTGTGTTTCGAACTGATCTGATTGGTGATGACTGGTGTTAAGCTTAGCATTTAGTATTGAAGTAGCTCGCTATTAACTCAAACCATCATGTCAAACTGGAATTGCCAGTCCACTATTTATTCAGTCTTAGGTTCAACCACTCCAAAAGCTATCTAGTTTTTGCTTAAACAACTGATCAATGCCTTAGTTGGTTATTCACGGTGAAAGCAGACACCCTTTTTTAGAGAAATCTTATCCACATTCCAGTTAACCACGTAGTTCCATATTCCTTATTTGAGTGGGATCAAAACACCTATATGAGATGGATCCACCTAGCCTTTTCCTGCGCGAGAGAAACAGCAGTGCTAATGAGCAACAGCTAATATCTTCATCTTCACAGCTATATTCTAACGAGCTAGCTTAGTCAACCAAAGTGAAAACAACAAGTAGCGCTCACACTTATCTAAAGACACCCAATATACCACCCCCTCATTTCTTCTTCTTCGCTATTTTCTTCTGTTCAGGCACACCTGCCTTAGATTATTACGGGTTTTATGTATTAATAACAGTACATACTCCAAATACTCTGATTCTAAACTGAACTTATACATAAATCCGGTTATAAACTGAACGTATACAAAGATCAGGTTAAAGACATAACATAACAAAGAAAGGAAGAGTTGAAATAACGAAAAACATTATCAAGATATAATGAAGATGCTAATCCAAAAATAGACTATTTAGGAACTAAAGCATTACTTAATTCATAAATAGATGAATGAGTTAATGCTGCATGAAACTCCAGGTGTTTAGACATCGAATCCCCTTTTTCCACAGCCTATGTGCTCGCAGTATGCCATATAGTGAGTGAATAGATCTTCCATCCCCTCATGGAATCTCTTTTTCTCTGCTGACTTGAATGAATTCGGTAGCTTTATAATTTCTTCATTTGAAATTTGTGAACGTAGTGAAATACGCTTTTAAGGGAAAATAAAGTAAATCTACTTATGAAAGCAAGAATAAAGATCAATAAGAAAGACCTAAATAAATAGGAAAAGCATCTCTGTTTCGATACGAGATAGCGGATATCCATGGTCAAACCCTTGTACTCTTTTCTCTGGGGAATTCCGACTCAATAATTGTGTATACAAGCAAGAGATATTAATAGCAACTCTCACTCCGCCTCTTTTATTACGAATTATGTATGATTCTTGGTTTGGTTGAATGCTCAGAGTCAGTAACGAAACATAATAAAACAACACGAAACAACAATAGAGGGAATCTGCGCACCTGCTTGGCATGGATACAACCACTGCAGACACGTTACCATCGTTTTCAGCAAACGCCGACATTGAGACGATGAGGAGGCCTACCGAAGTCTTCATTATTCCTTCTGTGTCAGTACTTAACATAGATGTTTTTAAGTGGAATTTTGATGTGAACTTGCCCGTTTTCCGGGAGTTAAAGCGTTTGGAGAAGAAGAAAATCCTCAGTTACACTCGTATGTATGGAAAAGCTGGTGAATGCACTCAGAAAAGGAGGTGTGCGTTTTTGCATTTTGGCGTTAGGGTGAGTTTGCTTATCGAATCAATGACGGTGAGACAAAGAAGATAGTTCAAGACAGTTCGGTGATACAAGACCGGTTGTACCAGATCTACCTTACTCTTCTGTGAGAGCTGGGATCGCTCATGAAACCAGCGCAGGTTACTAAATCAATAGTTGACCGAAAGCTACGAATCCTCTTACTTCGATTCCGGTCTAGACAAAGGGATAGGATAGGCGTTGAAGTGATAGATGAAAGAAATCGCGTAGAGGTCATATCGAAAGGAGGAAGATAGAGATTCTCATGGCAGCATGGAAGAATGGGATATGTGCACATTGATGACGTGGTGCGCTGTCATAGACTAGTCTATTAAAATGAAGATGCAAAGGCACGGAGTGTAGCTCTTCCGTTCTAAACAACCCCGAGTTGGCTAGCTTACTTGCTACAAGGGATCCTGCCTGCCCCCCTCCCTAGTAACGGTCATACATACCTGCTCACAGTACGCTTCCTTGCGGTTGTTCGCTTATTTATAGCACTCTTTTCATTGTATTTCTTTATGCTAGTATACTGGTAATGAAAAAACTCCTTTTTATGTTCATTTTAGTCCGTCAAAAAGTGGTATAGTAGCCCATGGCCCCTCTGGGGAAAAGAAGAGTTTCAGTTGAAGTAGGTCTTGAGTTTCGATCCCAAGCATTGCCTATAGTCACTCCAACTCTGCAATTAGTTTCTCTGCAATTGAAACATTCGATCGGGATGAGTGGATAAAACATTCTAGACAAAGGGCGCAGCAAATTATACTGGTACGGGTATCCCTATTGTTACCGAGTCAGCAGAAGTAATGACCATGGTGGAGGAAGAACCTGCAAAGGTGTCTTTGTGTGCAATTTATGGGAGCAGTAGTAAGGGCATGCTTCAATTTGTTGATGAGCCCTTTTTTGTTCGTAACATGCCGTAGTTACTCGCTGGGTCGTGGATCCGGTAACCTAGTCCGATCAGGCTCTCCATCGTCGCCATTGTTTAAGAAAGAGGCAGAGTGCTTGTATACGAAAGGAAGGCACATAGCCAGCCGGGATGTAAGAATTGGAGTTGTTTTTTCACCTGTATGCGGTCTCCCACTTGTCAATAAAAAGGAAAGCTCTCTAAAATCATAGTTGGTGCGACGGACTCTTCTCATTAAGATGGTCTATACATGAACATGCTGAGGGCAGAAAGTCACCAATGCTCTTTAGTGCATACTTGGAATGAGTCCTCAAGGGAGTATCATCATGGAAAAAATTCTGCCTATCACCAATAATATACCTGTGCTTCCGCCATAGGTATGTACGTAGGTAAATCTGAGAGAAAGAACTCTAGAGTAAGTAGAAAGGCATTATTTCTTTAAGGAAAGAAAGCCCGCCGCTGCTGAATCAAAATCTACATAGAAGAAGAACCCCTCCTTCTCGCTCAGAAAGCAACCAATAAATACGCCTGCCCATGGATCTACAATCTGCATAATAGTTGAAGTAAAAGCAATCCACTATCTATATATTAAGTAAGAATATGCATGCTCTATCTAATATATGCATTTTTCTGAGAAACTAGGCTGAGCATTAAGCATTGAACCCCGCCCGTGGAGTCATCTCCAAGCAGCTTACTTTCTAATGGCAAATCTGGTTTCTTTTGGCTTCGTTCGGCAACATGTGACTGACCTAGCCAGGAAATAACCCAAACCTACTGGACAGCCTCATTAACTTGAAAAGGTTCTCTTTTGTTAGGAGCGTAACGTGCCTACTATACATTTTTAGTTTCTCTCTCATGCCTACGTTCCTTTCCTGTTCAGTCGAGCGACTTTTCGTGCCTCTCCCATTAGTAGTGTATCACTGGGCGTAGCTTTTAGTTCTCTCTATGAGACAAAGCTTCAGATTCATGCAGCTAGAGCGAAATAACTCGAGTGGTGTTGGACTAATCGTATGTATGGAATTGATTCTACTATTTATGAGATTATTCGTTGTATTTTTCAGCTACTGTCAGATTACTATCCAACTGACAAGCAAGCACTTGTTGTTAACCTGCGGCCTTCTTGTGCAGTTGCAAAGTAAGATCCTTTGGTCCAGTTTGCGACATCTGTTCCCTTGCTTTCACACATACCTTCATCCTGACACGGGCCAATGCCTACATCGCGAAAAGGCTTTCCTCTTTCAGGCGGGTTTCTCCAGCACGGCCAAATTCGCTCCCTCACGCAGTGCCAAAGCTTCCCCACGTCTTGAGTTTTGAAATTGGAATTTACTTCAAACCAGCTGGCTCCAACTATGTAGCTCGCTTCCTCATCCCAATCTTGCTTGTTCGTGATAGCCGTATGTATGGAAGTCGAAGTCCTTCAAGTCCATCCTAATTCCATGAATGTGGAAACCAGCTTTTCTTAGAAAGCCAGCCCGTGTCTGTACAAGTTTTGACACAACTCACTCTACTTTCGAGTCATACCCATGTTTCGCCCTCATGTACGGATTACGAAGCAAGACAATGTCGGGGCTCCACTGGTTGTAGCTCATCTCAAGAGAAAAAGTACGCGGTAGGATTAAATCCTAAGATACCTCCTACGATGTTTACGCGATAACTGTACTCACCAACATGAAAATTCATGCTCAGTATGCATATTCCGTATCATCATGGATATTATCCTACGAGCAGTTTCAACACTGAGATCTATTATTATAGGTGGCACCTAAAATTCGCCCAGCGAGTAACTACTAATGTTACGAGTGAAAAGGCTCGTCAGAGGACTTTTCGCAGTGGTTTAACAAGCCCTTCGAGGGTAGTGGTGACAATTCTCCAGATTAAGTTGCCAGAATAGCCCTACTTTCTCTTCCTCACCATTCCAATCTCATCATCAGTCTTAGGTCTCTAAAGATCTTCCCAATCTAAGCAAATAAAAGCTTAAAGAAGAATATCCTTCTTAGTGAGCTAGCCAACCTTCTTTCTAATTCTGCTGCCAATTCATTCCATAGACAAATAGAGCACTACCTAGCTTTTCCAGACAGGTATGTACGAAATAGGGATAAGCGAGCACCGGGATATGCCAGTAATAGGACTAGGTTTAGAGAAATAGGCATATGTGAATAGGGCTACTAGATCAGTAAAGTATAGGTTTTGGCTCGCTCATATCGAAAGAAGAAATCGAAGGAAATAAAGCATAAGCTTAAACCATTCAATAGGATAAATAAAATCCTAGGACTCGATAGTCAAAACAATAGGCTTTCGTACCTATAATAGGTAAAAGTTTTTATTTTATAAAGAAATCAGTAATTTAATCAAACACTGACGACCCATACGAAACAATTAGTGAAATCGTGCTATTCCCTCCAGATCCTCAAAAATATGACTATCCCCGCACATGTGATTACTTGCATCAGTAAAAAGATAACAGAAGTTCTTATTTTCAGGCCCATTTTCCTGACACGCCAGCAACACCACACCGGCACCTCCCGCATCTGCGTGTTCTGGTGGATTCGTTGACAGAGAAGGGACGCATTGAGTTCTCACGTTGTCTTCCTTTCTTTCTTAGCTAGCCATCATCATAAGCTCCTGAATTCAATTCCTTTTTATATTCATTTTTATATTCATTTTGGCCTTTTTCTTTCTTCTTCTAATTTCTTTTTTTTATTTGAAATTGCACTGATGCGTGGTGTAGTTCCTAATCAAACTTACTCTTGGCTTATAGTAAGCTCGCTAACTAACTTAATAGTAACCAGGGCATAAAGAAGAAAGACTTTTGTTAGAAGAAATCGATCACTGAGCGAGCGTTGCTTGCCATTTTATCTCTCTCAACGTTTATCGTATATAGAGCGGAAAATCAAAGTCAATCCATGAGAATGGAAGTCATTTCAATAACTAGAGGAATCGGCCTCAAGACGTGTAGAATTGGCAGCCCAAACGGGATTTCCTCTTTATTCTTGAACCAAGCGAGAAAACGGATGCGCGTCCTAACGCGCAACGGCTTTCGAGCTTAGCCGTTGCTTGTTGGAACGAGCCAGAACGCGAGTGAATTCACTCAAAGCCCAGAGGGAGGGGGCCCCGCCGAGTTCTCAAACATCTTTCTTATCCATCGCTCCGCGCCTTCTTTTTGCCTTCGACTTCGGCGGCTATGACCAATTCCCCCCTACCTAGCTGAATAGGCGTCACCAAGCAAAGCTGGTCTACCTGGAATTTTTCCGGATGTCTTTCTTAGAAAGATTCCCGGATGAAGTCAAGTAGTTTTTTTCTAATATCAAAGAAAGGCGCATACGTGGGCGTGCCGGGTTCCCCACTACTTCTTATTTATTAAGGGGGGACTCTCCTCAAGACTTCCTACTGTGGGAGAGGTGAACCTCAGCCACCTACCTACTACTCATCTGACACGGTGTGAAGCTGACTTGCACAGAAAAGAAAGACCCCTAATGTTTAGGTTGATTTATAACTGTTGACTTTTGTCTACTAATCTGTAACATGTTCAAGCTACTTACTCAATGTTTGCAAATTTATTTGAAAGCTATTTTGATCTAAGTGGTCTTATTCTCTGTCCCGTGCTAGGAAGCATTATTCTTCTTTTTATTCCAAATTCCTCAATAAGACTGATAAGATTGATTGGTCTGTGCGTTTCTCTTCTCACTTTTTTGTATTCCCTTGTTCTTTGGATCAAATTCGATCCTTCTACGGCCAAATTTCAATTTGTGGAAAGCGTTCGATGGCTTCCTTATGAAAACATCCATTTGTATATGGGTCTAGATGGTCTTTCATTATTCTTCGTGATATTGACGACCTTTCTGATCCCAATTTGCATTCTAGTGGGCTGGTCTGGGATGAGAAGTAATGGGAAAGAGTATATTATAGCATTTCTAATTTGTGAATTTCTAATGATCGCCGTGTTCTGCATGCTGGATCTTCTACTATTCTATGTTTTTTTCGAAAGCGTTTTAATCCCTATGTTGTGCGGAGCTGAGCATCTTATATTCGCTGGGATCAAGCTTTTCCTCTGCAGGGGCCTTGTGCAGTAAACCCCCTACGGGCGGTCCCCCGTCGTCGTGAAGTAGTAAAGGGGCCCGCGAAGCTTTCGGGAGGAGGGGTAGTCTTGTGCGTCAGCATAGCATTTCTGGTCGAACCACCGAACCACACATCTTTTTTTGGTGGGAGGGTACTCGGAGTAGTGGGTACCGCTACGGACCTCAACACGCCTACTCTGGTCTTGTATGGATATGCTGGAAGGGGTGCCCCTAGGTGTGTGTAGGAGGTGTGTTTGTTCGCGGGAATGGATTCCTCGTAAAGTCAGGGGGGTGTGGACACACTTGCGCGAATTCGGGTAACGGCTACAAGGGCGAAGCAAGAAAGGAAACTTTACCCGCCCAGGGATGGACGTAAACTCGTAAGCTACCGAGGGTAGGGATAATCGTCCAGGTCTTATTGTTGAACAAAAAAGCCGCCCCGCCCCAGCAAGCAGGTGAGTGCCTCTGTCGTCGCCGGTGAGTTCTTGGCGAGGAGACCGTAAGGAGAAGTTTCTAAAAAAACGGAGGGGAGGATCGACCCGTTAAGTATAATTACGAAGAAATACTGTTGCAAGCAGGTGGAGACATTTCTTTGGCCCTCTTAAAAAGAAATGCGGGCTTTTCGTTCGTAACATTATACGTTACTCACCGGGTAGAGCTCGGCTTTTCTGGCTCTACACAATAAAGGTTACTCGCCTTTGAACTCTACACATTATACGTTACTCGTCGGGTCCTGTCCTAAATAAAAAGAAGAAAAGAAAAAGGGCGGGTCTCTTTATGCATCTTCGTACAAGTGGAGGCCGGAAAGATAAAAGCAATTGAACCGCTCACATCACAGTAGTCGTAGTTGCGTAAAGGCCGTCAGTCGGGGGGCAACCATAAAATAAGGCAATGACTTTCACAGATCTCTATCTATAGAAAGTTCGGGAGATAGATCCGCTGCGTGAGCAACCCGACTATGCGTGGCATGTGCTCTAAAGGAAAAAACGCGCTCAATCACCCGGGGCCCCTCTGGGGGGTAGGCTCGCTCCTCCCAACGCTGGCTCCTTCATTCACTCGCTGCTTCGAAAGGCAGGTTTTTGTGACGGGCTTTCCCCTCCGGCTAGCCCGAAAGAGGGCGGTAAGCTGGTTTTCCGGGCCCTACCCTACGGGCGGGCATCTCCCGCTACGCAAGCAGCATTCTTCGCCACCACCCGATACGCAAAAGATTCGAGAGTAAAGGCGTAAAATACAAGCATAGTGGTATAATGACAAGGGCCGACGACGGAAGCTCGGGACGGAGCCGTATGATGCGTAAGTCTCACGTACGGTTCCCTGAGAAGGGAGTGGCTACCCACTGGAGCTTCGACCAAGCACCACCGGTCAATTCCGCTTTGGGGCCACCCCTTACTCTACCATCATTATAGGGGTATGGGGTTCGAGACAAAGAAAGATCAAGGCAGCATATCAGTTTTTCCTATATACTTTAATTGGATCCGTTTTTATGCTATTAGCTATTCTGTTGATTCTTCTCCAAACAGGAACCACCGATTTACAAATCTTATTAACCACAGAATTTAGTGAGCGGCGCCAAATCCTTCTATGGATTGCTTTTTTTGCCTCTTTCGCCGTCAAAGTTCCTATGGTACCAGTTCATATTTGGTTACCTGAAGCGCATGTAGAGGCACCTACGGCTGGATCCGTCATCTTGGCAGGAATTCTTTTAAAATTGGGAACCTACGGGTTTTTAAGATTTTCAATACCCATGTTTCCCGAAGCGACACTTTGTTTCACTCCTTTCATTTATACTCTCGGCGCGATTGCTATAATATATACTTCCTTGACCACTTTAAGACAGATCGATCTTAAGAAGATCATTGCCTACTCTTCAGTAGCCCATATGAATCTGGTGACTATTGGTATGTTTAGTCGGGCGGCGGCCGTTAGGTCACCTATTTGGAGTTATGGACACACAAGCAAGGCCAAAACATGTGTGCCGGGCGTGCGACCCATCAACCTACTAGCAATAGGGGGGAAAACATAGCATGTCGCAACAAAAGCGTCGATTCGAGGCGTCAGCAAAACACTGCCGTCTGTTCCAAAAACAAAAGCCCTTAGCACCTCGGGACGGGAGTGGGGAAGGGCCCGCAGACAACAGCAGCACCGGCTCTACGAAGTCCGAATCGAATCTTCTTTCGCTTTATTTCCCGTGAATCAGGGCGCGGCGAAGCGAGCGCTTCTAGAACGTTTTTTCGCTTGCTTTTTTCTTCTTGTGGCGGGCGTGGCATGAACGAAAAGCGAGATGAACCCAACGACGAGTGAATGAACGAGCCTAAAGTAGCAGATTTATAGATGGCCTGATCTCTTCTGATAGATCGAAAGAGTAGGAATGGATATATAAGAGGGAATCTATAAAATCTGGGTGGGGCTGCGCACCTAATTCTATCTATTGATGAGACAAGATATCTATCTATTATGGATCCATCAGAAAGAAATAGATATGTATCTTATGGAGTCTACATCGTATGTAGAGCGCCCAAGCGCTTTTTTGGCCAGCTCAGTTCTCCATCGGTCCAATCCAATGTCATCTCATGAAAGGAAAAAGAAAATGTAGTTAGTTTTCTTTTTCTTGTTCTAGCCTCGACGCCCCGGCATCGTCCCACACAGAAAGAAAGAGCGCTCCGCCCCGGCCCGACCCGTAGGTCCGCTAACGTCAAGTGAGGAGTTGAGCCTGAACTGGCGAACCGAAGTAACTTTCGTAACCATACTTCCTACAGCTAACACGTGTCCAGTCCAGCGGGAACGCGCAGCGCAAACGAACGTGAGCTGCTATACCGAATCCCCCGCTTACCATCGGGGACCGAGTGGTCAGGCCATGACCCGCAGGGGACGGAATCACTCATTCTTCTATTGGGTGGGGACAACGACAACTCCAAACGTAACACGCCGCCTATACCTACCGTTTAGGTGGCACCAGCGAGATCCAGCTAAGGTAAGGAACTTCGTGTCGCGGCTTCTCCACTCCGCTGCGGTCTCTTTCACTTAACTTCGTTGCCTTCCCGCGCGCGAAGCGAATGGGCGCTGCGCCGTCGGGTCAAATTCGGGGCGGGGGCGGAGAGAGACCAGAAGAATGATTCATTTGGATCGACGAGCCCTTTCGTGAATCAACGGAATGTCTCTAATTCCATATCTAAAATAAAAAGTCTTTTATGGCATGTGATATGATCGCGCCTGCCTATAGTAGCCACCAGCTGCGCTCAATATGCGGGATTTCCGGTGTATCAGATCTTTCTTTCGCTTTGAAGAATTTTGACCTAGCGAAAAAAGAAAGGGCTCTCCGCCTTCGCGCAAACAGGCAAAGTAGAGGCAAGACGAGGAAGGGGAGCTTTCTACGAAGCGGTAGCTTCACCCGCAAAAATATAAAATAAAACAGTAGCGACCAAGGGCCTATTAATTAGTTGAAACTCGACGCCCCGCCCCCTACTCTTCACAAGAAAGGTGCACAACAGAAGCTTTTAAAATAAGCAGACGGCTCTATATCTAAAAAGGGGCTGCTTTGTTCGCCTTAACTACTTTATCGCCTTTCATTTATAAGTGTTCCATTCAGTACAATATAAAATAAAACTACACCAAAGCCCCAGGGCCACTCACTATATAAGCTATAAGTAGCCTAGCCCATAGTATAGTTGAGTAGTTGGCCAAACCCCCATGCTCACGACATGTTCTTTATATTGATGGAGTTGGAGGGAGGAAGAGACTACCACGGAATCCACCCATAGCCACTCTGGTGACCTTCGTCACCAAAGCGTCACGACAGTTCCCAAGGGGTGGTTCCCATTATCTTATTTTTCCTCCCAATCAGTCGGAGCACTACGTAATGCCGACCACTACGCCGCTGGCGGAGAAAGCTCTTCGAGCTTCCCTTCATTCGCTTCGCGGGAGTCGCACACAGCACATAGCTGGAAGTCAGAGGGCCCGTACTACCTGCCTAATCCTTCGCTCCGAGGGACCGTTGAACGGAAAGCGCCTTCTAAAAAAGTCGGCAGAAGGGAAGGGGCCTATGTATTTGCATGACCCCTGCCAATTTAACCCTACCTACACCCGGAGCCAATCCCCTAGCGGTCCTGCCACCACGCCGCAGAACGGGAGCTCGTGTGGAACCTTGGATTTGTGGCGTAAAAGCGGTGGAAGGTAAAAAAAAATGACGGCCGCGCCTACGCTAAGGTCGGAAAAAATATGGACACCCGATGGAAGGGCCCGGCACGCAAAATCCTATCCTATCCGAGCCCATCATTGCACTTCGGACAGCCGGCCTTCGCATCAGAAGGAGCACCCACCTTTCTTTCGAGGTACCAAAAAAAGGTACGGTCTTTATTTGTGTTGTTGGTTGGTCTTTCTCAACGTGGTCTATAGCAAACCTTTCTTGACAACGGCCGTTCACATGAAAGAAAATAATAAATCCTTTCTTCACGGTCGGGTGCATTTATCAAAATCCTCCTGGATAAAAAGTGTAAGGCTAAGCAAGGGTGTGGAGGCTGCGAGCTACGGAACAGAAAGAAGCAAGCAGGGAAGATTAAAGGTTTTGCCGTAGCGCGCCGGAGAGCAAGCGTAGGCAACCAAACGTTTCAATAAGGCGGCTACTCAAGTAGTTAGCTAGCGTTTTTAAGCTGACTTCCTTTTGTAGCGCGCGTACTCTTTTGGAGTCGCACGGAACGAGCCTTTTTTTCTTCCCTAAAACGACTAGCTAACCTTTCTTTTATTCTGCCGCCACTGGGTGGCCGCCGGGGAAACACAGCCCGGCCCACTCCCCTGTACCGCCGGGAGTGGGGTCCAACAAGTACTTGCAGCAGAGGGGCCCGACAGCACCCGGCCCGGCGCCCCTTCTTATTCTGTAAAGCCTACCTCTTTTTCGCCAGGGCTGACGCAGTGCGCGCGCAGATAAGTAAAGAGAAATCCCATTGGGGCCGGTGCCTTTTTACGGTCTTAACTCCTCCATTTGTATGTAAGCCGTGAAAACTTCCTTGATGTCTGAGGCGGGGGGAAGGGGATGGGCCTACCTATACCGAGAGGACCCCATAAAGGGGCAGTTGAGAGGTTCCATATGCCGAGCCGAAGGGCAGAACTTCTGTACGGGATCGTAGTATGGTTCCTCGTCTCGTCCTCGCAGCATTGAAGAGTACCTATGCACTATGTTCCAGTTCACTGATAAGGAAGATAGAGTTGGGGTGGTACGATGTGATACTCTAGTATGCCCCGGAAAAGGAGAAAGATGCGCAACCTGCAGGAAGCGTGTTGTTAAAAATGTTGGGGATGAAAGATCTCTGAGACTACCATCGATCCGACAGAGCGGAACGACCTGAAAAAGCAGTGGAGTTAGAAAGCCGTATGATAGGTGGTAACTATCTTGTACAGTTTGGGGGGTAATCGGCGTACTCCGTCCGGGGGAATATTAGGCTCTATCGAACATACAGGGAATTGGAGGTAGCATTCTACTGATGTTAAGTCATGGACTGGTTTCTTCAGCCCTTTTTCTATGTGTTGGTGTTCTATATGACCGACATAAGACTCGACTTGTTAGATATTATGGAGGTTTAGTGAGCACCATGCCGAATTTCTCTACAATTTTCTTATTTTTCACTTTGGCCAATATGAGTTTACCTGGCACTAGCAGCTTTATCGGGGAATTCCTAATCTTAGTAGGAGCTTTCCAAAGAAATAGCTTAGTAGCCACATTAGCAGCGCTTGGGATGATTTTAGGCGCGGCCTATTCCCTTTGGCTATATAATCGTGTGGTTTCTGGAAATTTAAAACCGGATTTCCTCCATCAATTCTCCGATCTAAATGGCAGAGAAGTTTTCATATTTCTACCTTTTCTTGTTGGGGTGGTTTGGATGGGTATTTACCCCAAAGTTTTCCTGGACTGCATGCATACATCCGTAAGTAACTTAGTGCAACATGGCCAATTTCATTGAGAGGAATCAGCAAAGAAAAGAAATACTGGCCTTCCGGCCAGGGGGTTTACATAGACTTCACATAATTTGAATTGCTCTGACATTCTTTCCACCTTTTCATGTAATATTTCCATAATAACGTAAAGATATCCATTTCCTTGAGTGAATTTCTGAAATGTTTAAAGAAGAAATACGATTTTCGCTATTCTCTAATTATGCATCCAATCCAGTTGTCGGAATTAGAACGTCGAATTAGTAAAGGTCATTATCAAATGCAAAAAATAGACAACTTGGAAAATTTAACGTTTCCATTTCGGCGAGATGGCACAGGTTTTTTTTTTCCAAAGACGACATTAGAAGTTTTCCCATGCTTCCAGGGGATCCGACCTATAGGCTACATTATCTGGTTCCACTCTCAATCGAGGATCGTCTGGTTATTGATGCATTATCCTGTGTGTTACTTTATAAAGCCGGTCAGTTTCTCGATCCTAAGGTTTTTATTGATGGAAAAACTGTTCTGTCTGGAAATGCTACACCAGGGTTGCGGGAGGAATTAAATTCTTGGCACAATGTCCACTCAGTAGCGGTATTTGATATGAATGAGGTGCTCTCTCATGTCGATGTCAATCTTCTTTTGGAAACCGTAAAAAATAGTCTAAATGCTGACCCTCTCGTGTGGAAATGTCTTTCTACCTCTTTTTGTGTTGCTCAAGAGCTACTGCGAAGTATGGCCCGGAGCTTTGAAGATGAGTACGGCACTCCTTATTGTGGCTTGCCTCTCATAGGTTCCCTTCCTCTCGTATTTTGAAATATATTTTCAAATATCGATATCCACGTACAAAGAGTGATCGGAGACAGGCCCTACGCCCGTCTAAATTGCGAATTTATTTTTCCTGTCTTTAGCGAAAATCCAATCGACGAGGAACCGTATCTGCAACTCTACGATTTTTTTCTAGCACATCGAGTTTCAGTAGAATGGGTGTGGCTGTATAACAATAGTGGGTTGGTTCACCCGCTACACTTTGTCTTCTCGTAAGTGCTCGGAGCCACAAAGAGCTCAAAAGTAAAGATAATGCCATTTGGGACAAGAAGGTACAAATGTTAGTGGAATCATATAGTTCATATGTTAGATCACTCAACTATCGGGGAGATGAATATGTAGGTTATGCTTTTAAATATAAAACATTCCTAAAGAAGCTTCATCAAAAGGATAGCCTCAGCTGCGCTCTCCAGCCATAAATAAATATACACCACTGTCCAAATTTGTTAGGAGTATACCACTTCTTCAATGTATGTTACACAGCTTGTCTCAAAGAAGCTGTGATGAATATCTTTTCCATCCTATTCTCACATAGACTACAAAAGGGATGCTCACACGGCTACTCTAACTTTATTCTGTATAAAAGGTTCAAAGAAAGGGGTTGTGATCCATCATTACTAATTCCATCATTCTCTTTCATACTGTTTGATTGTTCCTCATCCTCTTGGTTGTCTACTCATCTCCTAGCGAATCCACCCAAGCTACACAATGCCCAAACTCTTCACAACATAATAGAAAAAATTTAGATATCTTATAAGTGTGCAGAGGACAATCGAAAGTAAACGTTGATATACATATTATCATAATATAGTTAAGTAGTGGACAAACCCCTAGTGATCCTTTGAGGAATACATGCCTTCAACTCATTAGGGGAATGATAGACTTTCCATTCGATGAGTTTTGTTCCTACTCATCGGATGAGGTATTAGGTAATGGAGTTTTTTCTTACCATTTCCAGCCTTTGGTCATGAGCTATTATCTTGCCGCGCGCAGCGGGTGAAGGAAGATGGGAGAGAAGGAGCTGCTCTTGACTCGTTTTTCAACTACACGAACAGCTCCGCTCCGCTACCTCAGAGTAGACCGAAGGGAATGAGTCCTCCTAGACTGAATGAATGAAGGTTTTCTGCTCCTTCCTCCGCCGAGAAAGAAGCGCACTTTCGTCTTCGATGGGGATTGATTGCAATCTCGGGGTATGTTTCGACTTATCTTTTTCCTGCTGACGAATCTTCCAAAAATACCTATTTTTACTAAGGCTACGGGATGAAGGGATCCGCTTTCAAGGACTTACTTTCCGGTGTGAAACCTACTATGGAAACCTAATAACATCCACATCTCCGATCTACGAATAAAAAGCAGCATCCGGCCGAGTAGCAGTCAGTAGGCGGAGAAAAAGTAAAAGGCGAATATATATATCTGTGTCCCCTTCTTCAGTCAATGCTTTGGCCTTCGGTACCAACCTATCAACCAAAAGAAAAAGGGCTCTCGTTCCTTCCATATGAATTCCACTAGTTTGCTGAGGAAAAAAACTAGAAAACTCCGCAACCCTCAGGGTGAAGTACTCAATAAAGCCAAGTGAAGGGTGAAGGGATCAACCTGATGCGGTAAAGGTTATGGGATCAAGGAGTATACGCCAGCTTTTTGACCAGCATTTGTTGGGTGCATTAGCCGTCTTTTTCCCAGCCGACTAAACACCAATTTCTCACATAGACGTGTCAGCTTTCGTTCTCGTTCCACAAGCTATGTATACTGGTCACTTTCGTTCCTTGTCATTCAGCTTTGACTAGGGAGAAAGTAGTCAATAAAGCTACAGTTTAAACTAGGTAGGGGAAAAGTAGTAAATCAACCTTATCGGGATCAGGCAGTAGGGTAGAGAAAGGAAGTAATAACATCCCTCCCTTACCCAAACCTTTTCCCCTTATCTTTGAAAACAGGAGAGTTCCCCAGCCTAAGAGTAGGAACGAGCGGCGAGGTGGAAACCCAGAGAACGAGTGGGTTGGTCAACGAGCCAACCAGAAACCACAACCCCTTCTCCTATTAGAAAGAAAAACCCTTCTACCAGCTCGCAACCCTCGAAGGTTTATTTAATTTAGTACTACGTGTTCCTTAGCTGCCCAACATTCTCGGGTGGAATTCTTTAGAGGAGACAGGCTCTTTTCTTTAAGCCCGGATTGTCAATAACAACCTCACAGCCAATTAACTCAGGTGACCAGTCCTTCCAGGATCATATTAACGAGGGTAAGCCACAAGCCAACACAATGGGTAGCGTAGAATGGGACAACCCTATTACATACTTTCTATTAGGTCAAACACAAGTCAAAAAGGTTTCAAGTGAAAAGAAAGAACTATGGGCGCGGAGCGTCATTGGTGGGCACATCGAATTTAACAAGCGAGCCAGTCCAGTCGTACAATTCGGTAATTCTGACTCAACCCTTCCAGTCTAGCCAGTAGATTCTGAGCCAACCCAGTAACTCAGACACCTCCCGAGACTTGTTCTTTCGTATTCGTAGTCACAGATTCGTACAAGTTCTTTTGATTGTGAGACCCTGTCTTTCTTACTATCTTCTTGCTAACCTATTTTGACCTTCTCCTTTAATACAAGACCCCCCTGTCGTCAAATCCACTTACGCTAGGTAAATAGCCAGATCCACAATCGGCGGGAAATAGTCATAGGGAGTCGACTTTTATTGGATTTGTTGGTAAAGTATGCTCCCCCCAGGTTGTTTACTAAGTAAGTCTTGCCACAACTCCTGCAGCAGATGAGCCAGACCAGACTCAGTACAGTCTTATAATAATTAAGTCCAGACTAAGAAGCAGGTGACACAAGCAAAGTACATTCAGTCTGTATAGAAGCTATATCGTTCCATATAGTCAGGGTAGATCTTTGTCTCGATAGGTGCATATTCTATAGTATGACTGCTTTTCCCAATAGTGCTTCCGCAGGAAGGAGATGTTTAAGCTTAGATTCCTAATTACTATGGAAGAAGAAGGATCAATATTTTGATCTGCTTTTCTCAAAAATGCTGTCATGTGGGTATTTCTGTTTCCAGAGTAGGATCTGTCTCATTAAAGCTATGAAAGAAGTAGCTGGAAAATTCCTACTCTTTATAGCTCATTAGAGTACTTTTCACAATTCGCTTCTGTCCTTGATAAAGCAGAATCTATTGGCAAGAGACCATTACGCGAGGAGAAACTGAAACAATCTCAATCAGAGCCGCCCATCAGATAGCTACTATTTCTACAGGGATATGAAGATGCCTTATTGGTAAGGCTCTTGCTTTACGCTTAAGAAAGAAAAAAGCTGGATTTCCATTCTATCTTCTACCAAGACATTTGCTGAGGAGGCAGAAGCTATTCAGGAAGAAATCAAAGTCTTTGCAGTGAACAAACATTAATAGATTCTAATTTGAAATAGCTTTCTTATTATAAAGATTCAATTAACACAAGAGGGAACCTATACCTTCAGAAGACCTCTGCCCTATCCATTAGACAATGTACGCTTTTCATGCTTATTCTCTTTCCAAAACCATTCTATAGCTGACTTTTACTACTATCGAGAAATATGGATCCATATATGATATGAAATGAACCCAACATCAAAGATAAGCTCAAGCTACAGATCGGGCACATAGTGGCTTAATTTTTACTTCAACTGAACATATGATGGAGACTGCAAGGCAATGGCTAAGTCAAAGAGAAGATCTTGATCTATTTATTGCAAAAGACACAGAAGAGTTATGACTTTGAATCAAAGCACTAAAAAGGCAAAAATGAAGATGCCGCTTCAAGGAGTTCAACCAAAGAAGGACTGCGTACATTTCTAGAAGAATAGAGTTAAGTCAAAGACTCAAGAGCATCTTCAAAAGAGATCAGTATCCTACGCAAAGAGGAGGTATGCCATCACTGCTTCAGTCAAATCAGAGTCTTCTTTCTTCAAGTAAGTGGAGGAGGACATTTAGTGACTTTCATTACTTTAATGGATGGGAAGAAGAGTTCCTCGTCGGCATTGCCTGGTAATAAGACCCGCCAATAGAAGAAGAAGTAGATAGGGATATGCCACTACTAGACCTGCAAGACTCGCTTTGGCTTACTCCACTGAAAGGAGAACGTTAGGAAAGTAAAATAAAGAAAAGCTTCCACCGCTTCTTTGTGGTCACTCAAAAGGAGAGCGGTACAGGGAGAATGAGAGTTGGGTAAGCAGTGGATTATGTTAAAAACACTACAGAGAATGTCATCGCAGTAGAGTGGGCCGACTCTACGATAGCAAGGGAAGGATGAGATGGCAAGGGTGATACAATCAAGAAAGTTCTATATGCTAAGTAGGCACCGAGAGGAAATGGAAGACAAAAGCAGCAGTGAAATGAAATATGTAATGAAATCCGGATATGTTGAAGTTGGACTCTTCTTTATTCCTCATGTCGTTGTAGATCTTCTCTTTTTATAATTAACTAGACACTAGAAGCAAAATTCGTGGCGGATACAACAGCTCGACACCATTAGTTATTGATCTTGCACGCCCGGCTACACCTTTTACTTACTTGAGTATTTTTTAAGAAGAGGGATCATTTCCACCAACTGCTTAGAAGCTTTCTTCCTTTGCAACACAATCTTGATCCGAAGAAGAATATATGTCGAGTAAGCACTTTGACAGGTTTACACTAAGCCGACCTCTCCGAAAGGGCCAGTATATCATCGAAGCCAACTCTATAGCCGCCTGGACCATAGAAACAAAAGATTGAGACATACCAAGGAAAGTGGAGCAATTTACATATAGAAAGAAGAAGGTGCGTATGAATTGAATCAGAAGCATTGACTGTTAAAGAATGCGCTCACTCACTTGGGAGGATCTACTCCTCCACCTTCGTGCAAAGCCTAACGTTGGCACATATAATATTTCCACTACCTTGATCATTCCCAAGTGGAAGTCTTTTTGAAAGACCAAAGTATGTACGTACTAAAGAAGTAAAAGTAAAGAAGATTAAATACCATCCATTAAGTAAAAGCCCGCTTCTCCTTCTCCATTCAAACTCACTCTTCTCTGGACTACCCTTATCAGCTCCGGAAAATACATGAAGTCGGAGTGATTCCCACACCCTCCCCATAAAATGGAAAAGCGCTGGCTGGGTGTCGCACATTTCTTTCCTCTCGGCTGGCCTCTATCTTCCTCATTTCTGAAAACAGCTGCCCCTTGATGGTACGAGGATGAACTGTATGAACTTGATGGACTTATGAGTTGCTAGGGATTCTCTTCTCAGCACCTACTACTCAAAGAGCTATGAGGCATAACTGCAGCAAAGCTTGGAAATCATACTTTATTTTAAGTGGGCAAGTCTTTTCTTCTACCCCTGCAAAGGGAATCTCTTCATACGAGTACGAGTTTCAAAGATGAAATGGGGGAAGAAGTCTCAGCAGGTCACAGGGTATGCTGAAAATTCCCAAACCTACTAATAGAGTCATTCATATCCTTAGTGCTCGAAGTTGCAGTCTGAGGAAGATGTAAATCAATCCGTACTAATAAAAGTATAAAATTCGTGTCTAGCCCTTTGACCAGTAGAAGTGTATCTCAATCTTGCGAGGTATTCCGATTCCTCTCCCCTGATATCTGCATTCGATGTATAAGCAGTAGGTCTATTCGATGCATCTCCAGTATCTTCCGATGCTATCGCATCTCCAGAGTATTCTGTTGGGTAGGCTTTTTCTGTAGCTGCTGTTGGTACATACTTTTCGGTTCTATAGATTTTGGTCTGTTCCGCTATATTTGACTAGCGTACTCTCTATCGGCTAAGGTCTCATTACTCTTTAAACGGAGTCTGATACCAGATGTGGCATTGCTGATACTGGGAAGAGTGGCTGCCCAAGCTTTTCTGTATGCCCTTCTTTATTGAAAGCCGAGAGTGAGATAAGAATAAGGATCACATCACCGGGTCGATCACCACTGACACCTCCAAAATAGTTAATGAAATCAGAAAGGCTAACGAGCGAGTGTAGTTGCTTCAAAGCGGGATATGAAAAGGAACCGCTGCTAGGATAGTCAGGACTGCCCTCACTTCACCTTCCAAGATATTAATAGAATTGACATAGAATAGAGTATCTTCACGTAGTAAAGGTCAAGAGAGAATGTGGGGCGAAATGCCGACCATAGGGGATGTTGTACTAAAAAGCAGGACCTCTGGGAATATGCATACGAGATATCTTATGTGGGCGTGCTTGATCTCAAGAGCTTGCTTGGATTTGCTGGCCGGGAAGAGTGCGCTATGGGTTCGCTTAGTCTGGCTGGTCACAAGAAAGTGCAGTCGACTAGAAGAGGTTTCAAACAGTTTGAGGGCAAGGGGGGGCTAGAGGTATTGATTAGAAACAATGATGAAAATCTCACAAACGGTATTTGCCATTGGACAGTTTTCTCCTTCAAATGAAACCAAAAAGATTGGACGGTTTTCACCTTTCCCAACTAAAGAGAAGAATAGGGAAACAGATCGCTACACCTACCTTGCCATTCATTACCGAATACTTCTATATGTACTTTACCAGTCGGTACATACCATGATCCATACATGCTTGGAACTGCATAAGACGTTTCTCCACTTCAACAAGTATTCCTTTTCTCGCTAGGGAAGTCATGCATTTTCCAGATTAGCAACTGGTCTATTGAGGGAGAATCGGGTTGACAACTTTTGTCGATAGGCGAATCATACATTTTGAAGATTTGCTCTTGTACTATTGAGGGCGCTAAGCAGTGCACTATGACTTTTGACTAAAGGTTCATCATAATTGTTCGGGCATATATTATGTAAACCCGGCATGCAGGATGTACGAGATTCTGAGCCTTTTCCACTACCCTTTCCATTCCAACAGAGTTGATTTCGGTTCCTGTTGATCAGGAGCCACATTTGCCATTAGTATATTGTAGTGTTTTGGAAGCAGTTCTATCCAAGCAAATAAACCTTTCTCTTCTTTATTAATCTTTCCATCTAAAGAACCCGGCACTGAAATCTCTGATCCTTAAAAAGTGGGCACAATGTTCAGGAGTGCATCTGGGTCTCACTCAAAAGCTTAAGGAAATAAAGCCGGTCATAAAGTCATGGCAACATGAGAAGAGATTGGGCTTTAAGCATAAGCTGGATGATATCGAAGCCCTACTTACTCATCTTCATATGAATGACCCAGTGAACTTGTCCAACGAACTCATTGCTGATCTTATGTTGGAACAAGAAGCATCTGGGGCAAAAAGAGCAAAAGTAAGTTGGTTGCAGTATGGATATAGAAATACCTAATTATTTCATCAACGGGCGCCCGACGCAAAGAAGGGAGATTACCCGAATCCTCTCGAGAGAAGATTGCAACGGTACAACACAAACTGATGATACGGAAATTGGGCCAGAGTCTCCTATTTTATAGAAGCTCTATAAGAAGTTTGCCCGAACCGAACGGCTTCCTACGTAGTCTCACTTTTCCTTTGTCATGGATATATTTTATTTTCTTATATAGTCTATGATTCATGGACGACAAACTTACTAAATCAGTAACTACCGGAGTGGGAGCGAAGGACAGCCGAGAAAGGCTCGGTCGGGATATTGAAACCTACCCATTCGGTAAAAAAATGTACCTAGATGTATGGCGTGCTTAGCTTAGCCACAGGTTTGCTTTGGTTGGAGTTAAGGTCGGTCCCATAAACTCCAACCAAACAAACATAGTTGAATCGGCTAGCTCAGGCTATCGTCGGTCTGTTTAATTATGTCGGGCGGGAAAAGCGAATCGGTACTCGTTTGGGTTATATGGAAAAGCAATTGGTTCTATATGAGAATATGTGCTGCCGCAAGCAAATGTTAGGAGAAGTCGCACTATGAAAATCCGCCGTTCCGGGACAACATCTTCTTCTTGACATTATACTAAGTTGGAAAACAAGAAGGCGGAGCATGTCTTTTCCAGCTCAGATACGTCTTTCGTTTTGTTTGAAAAAGAATTGACCACCAATTGGTCTTAGTGCGCGTCATCCCATTGCAGTGAAGTTAAGCAGTGCAGCTCCCCCGAGGCCCAGAAGAAAGACTAAGAGAAAGACAGGCAGTTCGACTCTCGCCGATAGAGATAGAGAGAGAAAAGAAATGAAAGTGCATTGAATCGATCTTTTGCCTATCTACGCATCTTTCTTGGGCTTGGTAGGATTCGGCAAAGCGCTCAGACTTCGCAAAAAGTGTAAAAGAGAAGGAGTTACTTGGTGCCGAGCTTTCTTCTAGAAATAAGGGATCGAGGACCCGAATGCCCTCGAGCCGGAGTGCTTCGATTGGCCAGAATTCTCCGATTCTTTCCTTCAGGATACTTGAAAGTATCATGATTCCGAGGGTTGCGTGAACTAAGCAACTATATTCAAAGCCAATGCAGAACGCGGTTTGGCCGGCAAACGCTTCCGAGCATGATCTGTTCGAAGCTCTCGAAAAGAATCTAGGTCCGAGCCTCAATCTGCAATTGAAGCCGCCTGGGTCCGGTTCGTCTTAGTAGCACGCCGCCCTGCTCTTGGCTAAACTGAACGCACTAGAACATCGGCATGCTGGTATGAGAGGAATACTGACTCCTTTGAAGGCCGACTACTACTAATCTAGTTATAGGAGCGATAGCGAAGCCAAGCCGTAAAAAGGGGCAAGCAGCTCTTACCGCACGACAAAGTGCTTACTTATAGCCCCTTTCTTTCTTCCCATCCTCCTGCAGTTCAGCTTATATATAACTATAGCAAAGCGTGGTGTGGTGTGGGAGGGTAGGAATTCGATAGCAGCATTTCAGCTTTCTTTGCCGGTTCCATTCTTTATAGCGAGGAACTACATATATATTCTTATACCTTGCTTAGTTGCTTCCATAGTGCCCGATTGACACTCTATTTAAAGCACCCTTACTGGCGATTAGGCCAAAGAGAAAAGACAGGTTCCTGGGTCGAGGCTAGTGAGTTCAGAATCCAGATCGGCTAGTGAAGAACTTTATGGCCACTCCACCCCAGTAGAGGGACCCGATCTCCAGAGAGAGGCTTCTTTAGCGGTGAACATGTTCAAGGCTGTCACAATCCTTCTTTAATAGTACGAAATTTCATCTGAAAAAGTCGTACTCGGAGCCAAGGCAGCATGCCAAAAGAAAGGTTGCAAACCAGAGATAACTTTTTAGCTTTCCTTTCAGCCTATTTTCTTTCTCAATTTCCGAAATGACCTAAGTAGGCTTTAGTGCTTTTGTTATAATTTATCCAATTCCAATACTCTCAAACTCACCAACTCAATCATGTCTTTTTTTGCACATGTCAAACCTCCCCGATATCTTGGAATGGCTTCATTGTAAAGACGCATATTTCTGAGCGCAACATGCTCAAAGAACCAAGTCTGTAAAGTCAAAAAAAGACCCAGGAGATACTTGGAAGGAAGAAACTTACATGTTCCAATCCAATTCGCTCAACCCAGTTGCATTGCCCATTCCATTTCCGTGCCTCTTGATACCACCAGTGCTTCCCTTTTCTGTCAAAGCCCTTGGTGGATGGAATTTTTCATGTCTTCTTGAAAGAAGCAGCTAAAAGGGGCTGAATGCTTTCCAATAACCTTCTCTTCATGGCCTCGTCAGGTGTGAGGGTTGAATAAGTCAATGGTTCGCAATACTTCTTTTTTTATAAGGAAGGGATCAAGTGCCTGCTCATCGAGTCGGGTCACTAGAGTGAATGGTTTGAGAACAACACTAAGAAATAAAGGCCAAATTCATTAAGAGTTAACGCCCCTGCATTTGTGCGAAGTGTACTTTTAGGTAATGACCAAGAAAAATTTTAGTATTGCATGTTTCGTTTTTGAATATGTTTCCTTTTTGGTTTGCCTATTGTACATACTTGATGTTCTCTAAAGATTGGTTGACTTTTTGCGTGAAATATTATCCTTATCTTAATTAGAGACTCAAAACAAATAATAGAAAACGTGGTTGTTGTACCAGAATAAGTCAAACTAGATCATATGGGAAAAACATGGCCGGGAATCCACTGCAAATATATCTCTTGCTTCCAATTAAGTAATTCTTTTTAGTTGTATTATTTGTATCCTGAACCTGCTGATGCTACTTAATATAAAGCTTTGGGAATGTCTCTCATTTCATTCTCAAAACATGGATAGATGTGTTGACACCGTAACACGCAGCCCGGCCATATGATTGAACTCCATCCAGTCATCTCTAAAACTATGTTGACATTAGTTAAGTAAATATGCCTGCCTTTATTGAATATTTTGGGGAATAAAAAGATGTCGATATTTATTTACATGCTTTTTAAAGAAACCCAAGTAGAGAGGAAAGTAACTTAAGTAAAAACGATTGGTATGAATTCAACTCAAGGAGCGGAAGGTCCTGTTAAACTTGTAGGTTTAGGCCAGGTCGCGGGTCTCTCTCTTGGAACACGCAGAAGCACAAGCTAATCCGATTCCATAAGATCCGTCTTTCTAATTCTTTTCTTTTTTTTCTTTCTGTTTTCTCGTAAATGGTGTTGCTAACGCCCTGCGTTTTTGGTGGCAACAAGGATTACTCTCGTGGAGCCTATTATGGAACAGTGTGGTAAGCTTTCTATTATATTACCGGGCTAAAAAAGTCAAGAGAAGCCCCGCTTCGCTTTCCACTGATATCCTTTGTTAAGTAAATCCCCTGCCACAGCTGCTCGTAATTGGATCGGGTAGTCAGTCACGGGAAAGCAAGGCTAAAGTAAGGACTACTGGAGGACAACATTATGAAACAAATAGAATTAATCAGGATTTGGTCTTGATAGCTCAGGAAGCCTATACCGATGCCGGCCCTTGTGAAACTCTACTGTTTATGAGAAATTGTGGCACGACAACATACATGAAGCTTATCTTTCTTATAGTAAACTTGTATGATTTCACGAATGTCGTGTATGGGAAAGACCCTGGCGCGAACATTGTCTCTTCGCTAGAAAAAAGGTCTGCTGGAAAACCTGAGGCGAACCTGCTGAAAAACTCTATTTCACCCCGACGAGGAACTTCTAATGTTCCGAGTGAAAAGGCTAACTCCTTTTTAAAGAAAGGCTTGCCTATCTATATATATACGTTCGTTACTTTCCTAGCTAGTAACCACTATAGCATAAAGCCTTACCTCACTATAGCATAAAGAGCGGGGGTGGGATGTAGAGTATAGTCCTGAGTTTCATTAGTATCAAACACCCTGAATGGTTTTTCTACATGGTTCTTTCTTTTTCCCTCCTTGTAACGCTGGCCTGTCGATAAAGCGAAAATACCCTGTATCATCTTTCGGTACATTTGTACCCAGTTCTTCTGCCTGCACTAGGAAGGCTACCTTCAGTCATCTGAGAAGATAGATGCTCAGAAGGCACTTTCTTTTTCTGAACGTGTGTGTAGTAGTGAAAGATTCATTTCCGTATTGGGGTACCCCCTACAGGATGATTTGCTATAGCAAAATAGGGCTGACTTTTACAAAAAGACCCTTCCTTTATACTTGTGCTACTGTGGAATTTTCACTGAACTAGGGATAAAGCCTAAATGGGATTCGAGGTTAAATAGCTGTAATTGCACCTGAAGTGAACATTGGAGCAAGGAATCCTGCCAAGGATTTGAAGCAGTGTATGTTCCTCTTCTTTTCCTTTCTCTTTCCATAGTTATCCATGAAGGATAGGGTCTATAGTTTGATTCCAGAAGTGGTTTGCGTCTTCTGGCAGATCTTCATTGAGTAGTGGTTGGATAAACCAAATCTTTGTAGTTGGCTTGTTAGGTTCCACATACTTTTTTTTCCATTTATTAGAAAAATGGTAAACGTCAAAGTCTCGCAGAACGTCAGCAAGAGGACTAGAGAAGATGTTTTCTCGTGTTTGTGCGTTTGTCTCTACATTCATTTTGGGAAGTTAATAATTATTGCTAGCAACGGGCGGAGTGTAAGGATTTCGTAGGATGTGAAATTTATCTCCTTTCAATGTACCCGTTAGTTCATAGTCAGTGTTTATGTATCTTCGAACCTTCGCTAAGGGATATCCAATATATCTACCAGCTTCTTGAGAATTCTTAAATTCTGGTCCTACTTGCCAAACCTCTTTCCTTATCCGCCCTTTCCTACATTCCAAGCTTCCCCTTCCAACAAAATAGGAGAGAGTGATGGTCCTAAGTCTACGACGAAGCTGGTCTGACCGGCCGGGAGTAATCTTCGGGATTGCTGGCTCCTATGGTTGGTTGTGCCGATTCCTGCTTTGACCGATTCTATCCGGCTTAGGAATTATCCCGACTTCCTTTCCAGTGCTCAGCTAGAAGAGAAAGAAGTATCAACTCGAGGCAAGAAAAGACTCAAAGAGATCCGGTTGCTGGGGTTTGACTTTTCCAGTTGCTTTCTATTCTGATGCCCATCCAGAGTAAGATAGTTTCGGATGTAGCTACGTTTGCTACAGCTCTGACTCCTATTGGTGGCTATAAGGATTCCAAGGCAAGGGAGCATAATGGCGATTAGATAAAGAACCCGCCTCCCTCCTGGGTTGGGTTACTTATTGAGATCACGGCACTCGTGCGCCTATGTTAAGTAAGGGGGTAAGTACTTCGTGCCACTTAAGATGAGTTTATTGGAATTTTCTAGTTTTTCTTCAACTAGAATTACGTTTGAATAGGCGCCATCAGAACCGGACACTTTCTTGGCCTAAATGCCATCTGCCGTTTAGTATTATACCTACCCTTCTACTATTAACTGGGCATCCATGAAGTTACCTTTAAAAGAGCGGATACGGCGAATAGACTAGCAGCAGTTATTCCGCTGAAGCAAGAGACAAGAGCACTTACTTTTATACCGCTTACCCTTGCTTACTGTAAGAAGAAGAGCTTCTATTGCATCAAGCACGGGGTACGTTCACAACTTCAACGAATCCTGCGTTGGTTCTTCCTTTCCTTATGAGAAGCCAGACCCAATACCTTCTTTCCCTTTCAAGGACTAAGATAGTCAGTCAGTTTTTGCAGATAGTATTTATTTTTCTTTCTTTATTATTTTATTTGGGATTGTTACTTATGTATTATGCTCACGGTATTCAATATCAGTCGTAAAGTTGCAGTTCTTATATTTCACAGTACTGGGTATTTGAGTCACTATTACATGCCTAAGGAGAACTTGACCTGTGCCAGTTGCTTTTCAGTTTTTGATGCTTCTTTTAGACGAATTGTAGCAAACAGGTGTACCATGCTGGGTTGGTAGTCCCTGGCGGTATGGTAAACCTGTTGTGTACTGGTTGACTCAAACTCTTGAAGGTTGGCCGCAGAAAAACTACAAAAGACACCTCTCTGCAGTCTACCATTCTGATCTGGGTTATAACTGGTAAGGTACCAATAACTGGTAAAGAATCCATGCTCAAGCGTTCTTCTTCCTTACCTAATTCTATAGGCCAAGCATTCCTACTGCTAACACTACTGGGAATTCCCATATAGAGGCAGACAAGTCAAGAAAGAGCTACTTCGACTACCGTTGGTAGCAAATGCTTGCTTATTTATATGCGCCAGGAAAGGGGTACTCCACTCTGCCCTCCCTACCTTATTAAGTTAGTTAGTTAAGCCTCACTAAAGAACGAATCGCAGGTTTAGTCCCGTTCACTCGATTGGCAAAAAAGAAGGAATTACCTTTTCTTCAGTGAAAAGCAGCCCTAACAAGTGCGTTTGTTCAATAGTTTATCGCTCCGCGCCTATCTTTCCCAGTTATAAGGAGTGAAAGCAAGATGAAGTGCGAGGGATGGTACCGGCCAAGTGAAAGTAGGGTTTTTTATCCCAGTAAATCACGGAAAGTCTTGTCTTTGTTCCGTAGCGTATGCAACTTCACTATGTATGTGCTTAAGTGCGCTATGTATATGATATGCGAACACACTACGAGTAGAAATACATGGTTCATTAGAAATGTCCCCCTCTTCTTGATCTGACTTGTGATCAGTCCCATTAGACTTTTGCATTTTCTTTACTATTCTGTCTTCATTTAGAACTCTGACCAAGTGCAGTATGTGGTTCGTATTCTTATGCGTTTTATGGTGGGTCGTTGGAAGAGAGTGTGGAAGGAAGAATGTGAGGCTGGCGATAGCAACTTAGCGGCTTGAGAGTGTGTGTAATCACCGCCTTCCACGCCAAATCTTTCAAAGCGCCGCTCAAATACCAGAACGAAGCAAGCTTCATGCATGGTACCAGATGTCATCAAAAAAAGATCACTGATTCGGAGACTCGCTAATAGGATGATCTCTATCATCCAGGTGGAGTATGCTGGTGGAGAAATGCGCTGCAGAAAACGGGATAAATGCTCTTTCAAACGGGTTGAAAGGAAAAAATACACGAGTATATTCTCACCATGCCAATAAAGAAAGAATCTGCTCTCCTCTGGATTTGACTCAGATTTAGGAGGAAACTCCGTTACTACTTGACATTGGAAATCGAGTTGGATAGAATAGATCGCTTACCCTGCGTTGGCATGCCAGAAAGGAAGCATTCAATATGTTTGAATCTAAAGCTCAGCAAAAAAGGTGCCAAAAACATTCTAGTTACGTTTTCTTCCTACCAGTGAGTAACTACTCTTTTCCACTCTATACTACTAATGTTATGAAGGAAAAGCCCTACTATCTTCTAGACTTATTACTCAGGCAGGCTCATAGCAAAATAAAGAAAGGGGACGAGAAGCAAAAGATATCTCTCTCGGCCGGAAATCTGTGGTTATGTTCATACCTGTCACATGACACTGGTAGCGCCTGATAACCAGCCTCGCCGTCTTTCGTCTTTGAGTGAGGAAGAGTCTAAGCAGTTGAAGAAAGTGGATCCTACTCTTTTCTCATTAAGAAGTGTGCACCGACCTGAATTTTGATAGGTTTCTTCTTTTCGAGAGTACACATGCCAATGTTGAGATGCTAAAAGAGTGACAGGTTTTGAATCAAGCAACAGGAGAAGTCAATCCATAACAGTTGATCGTATTTGCTCCCTTCCGGATATGCGATGCCTTGGGAATGCCAGAGTTGACAGGTGCAAGAGTCCGACCTCAGGGAGGATAAAAAGGCCTTCCAGCACGAAGATAGGCTAAACTCGAAAAGCGTAGGCCCTAGGTGAAAAACATGGTACGAAAACAGAACCATTAGTGGAGTAAGATCCCGATCAGAGCGGTCTCATCGAAAGAAACATATCCCAGAAGGCAGGCACACGACTGGATATCAAAGGTGGGGCTCGAAGCTGCCATCTCCATGGTGGAATTCTTTAATCGACAGGTGAGGCGGTAATCGCATTCCGAAGCGGATCGACACTTCGTTTCCTCATGTCTCGCTCTTCTATCAAGTGAAGAGCTCGCTGTAGCTGAACTGGAAGGCTACCAAAGGGCGCTAACCTCCCAAAAAGTCTCGTCTTGTTTACGGGAGGACAAATATGAACCAATAGTAGTCCCGAGGATTGTATGAGCAAGGTCCGAACTGTTTCTATTTAGTAGCAAAATGAGGAGCCCCGGGGGGAGAATAAGAAAGATTCACCCCGCGTTTTCATATCTGTTCCAATCTTAGCAAAATGGGTTCAAGCGAACCGGACCTAGACCGACTCAACCCTCCTACGCTCACCAAAAGCTCACCAAAGGTCGAAACAAGCAAAACAAACCCAACCGGCACAAAAGCCATTTCTATCCAGCAATAAAATGGATGCGCGAAAGCAAGTATCACTTTTGCTATAGGCTCTTTTTGTTCGTAACATTAGTAGTTACTCACTGAGTTCAAGAACGCTCGCTCTCTTTAATTATTAGTTTTATCGGGCGTTACCACTGGATTGGTAAATAACCTACTAAGTATACACTCTTCCTTTCTTTTTGAGCATAAAAAAACTTCTAAATAAAGTCAAACACAACTGCTAGCTCTACTCCTTTTTCAGGAGATTATCTTTTGCCGGCGAGCAAGGAAATCAAAAGATAAAGAAAAAGAGGAAGGAAAAGCAATACCATAATCCAGCACACCCTACTTTGACTCATTATATGAAACTCGCTCTCTTTCTTGCGCGCACTCGTTTAACTAAATCTGTGGTTTATAATGCCGGGCATACTTCTGTTACGCATATTCCTAGCCGCCTTAGTTTGATTTCTTAGTTGCTTAGGTTTTTCATTGTAATTCCTTTTTTTTTAGTATGTTTTTTAGTAGTTGACAGAAACTAGTTCTAATTCGGAGGTTAAATAGTAATTTCTTTAGGCATATTAAGGAGGAGCTTTAGACTAGTTTACATAAGTATAAGTTGACTCGCGTGAAGCAGATTCTTCCGGTACAACAGTTGATTTTCTTTATTCTTGTAATGCAACTCCTAGCTCTACTTAAACATATGCTTCAGTTCCTTCCGCGCTTTCTTTTTATTTTGCATTGGAAAAAGCTGGCTCTTTCTTATTCTAGGTCGATACAGCCTGGGTGGTATAGCTTCGAAACACCGATAGTATATAGGAAGAAGGCGTACAATTAATCTGGGTAGTCAGTGCGTGCATCCGCTTTATCGTTTATACGTGTATTTTCTTTAGCATACGTTTGCTCCGTGGTTTATTACTTTCACGTGTCTGACTTGTCTCTTTTTCCTAATGAGGTAGTGTATCTTTACTTGTAATTTCTTGACTTGAGAATCTTTCTTACTAAGCCCTTGGGCGCTATACCTTTACTTTGTAAGTTTCTGGTTGTCAATATGACGACCATTTCTAATTAAGAGTTTACTGCTTTAGAAAGCGCAACGGATGGAGCCTCATCACTAGCGCTGTGCTATCTATCGTTCGCTGGGGTTGAAGACTTTTTGTGCAGCACTTTTTCCACTATCGAAGAAAACCCGCATTTGTGACTCACCTTTCTAAAGTTATGCTTTGACCCTTTTTTCTTAAGAAGGAAGGGCGGCCTCACCTAAATCGTTAGAAGAAGCTCGAACATTAGGTAAAAGATATGAGAAATACCCGCGATAACTCAATTCTTAGTTTTTCATAGACAATCTAAGGATTAACATTTGCCAATTTAATTCACCAAAAGGAAGCAGGATTAGCTTGTCATGTAATATTCAAGTGAATTAAACATAAAGTACCTGTTTACACTGTTCATGATAACTTTCTTACTCCAGCTGTCTATGCTCACTTGTTGCCGGAAATTTATGCGTTGCCATTTTATGATCTTACACCACCACTATATATTGTTAACCGAATCAATTATGAGAACCTCATAGAGTGAAAAGTCTCTATCGTTCACTCATGAATACGAAAAAATATACTCCAACGGGAACTAGGCCTTCCTGTAGACCGTTAAAAACTTAAGAGGACTTATAAAGCCTTGACTCCAGGGAAGATACCCGGGAGTGGCCGACCCTTATTAAGGGGTTTATGTAATAGCTGGGGTAAGATAGAATATTCCGCTTTTTTCGTTAGTATGCTTGCCCTGTTGCTTGCCTTAGTACTATAAAAGTAAAAGTCAGGCTTTCTCGTACACTGTAATTAGATGGGCTTAGTACTCCAAGTACTCCAACGAGAACTCGAACTTGCTCGAAGAAAGAGGCCAGGCAGGAAAGACGCCAGTTTCCTATTCTATTCTCTCCTATCCAACTGGTGCCACTCCGGAGGCTTATTAAATTGGCTAAGCAATTACTGCTTATGTATGGCTGTAAACTGACACAGGCTGGATGGTAACTACTACCAGCAGACTTTGGATTTCGGAGACTGAACTTTAGTAATCCTTTCAGTAGTCGGCCCTTTTTGACACGCTGATAGGAATAGTGAAATCGGATTTTTTACTTGCCTATTACTATTTCAAATTGCTTTCCCTTACTCGCTGGACTTTGTCTTTTGCTTTGTTGTCATTACCCTTCGGCCTGTACTTCACAAGCGGCGTAATTTCTGTTGTGTCAGCCATAGTTGTGTACGCGCCAATGAGCCTTCCTAATTCGCCGTAGTGGCTAGTCTATTTTGCTTTACCTGTTTAAAGAGTAATTATTGACCTTCCGTACTTACTTTCCTTTTCCACCAATTCCACCAATTAAACTGACAGGGGGTTTTTCGGGTTTATACCCCAGTAACCTCAACAGAGATGAGTGGTAGCTCTTTTTATGATCATTCTTTCGGGTTACCCATGTATGACTTTTTAGACCTTTCTTTAGTGACAGAAGCAGGAACACGGGCTCACAGATTTTCTAAATAAATACAAGTGTGCGGGTTCAAATATGAGCTTATATAAAAATATAAGGGTGAACGCACTTCCTTTTGAAATACCTATCTTTAGTATTTTACACGGGAAAAATAACGGAGTCTCACTTCGCTATAATCATCATAAGGTTAAGCAGACTTTAATAAAGGCAACTGGCCTCTATAGGAAAATTGAATGGTATTACTGACTCTTGCAGGTATAGAGATACGACTTTTTCATAGAAAATACACCCGCCTGCCCTTCTGTAAGGAGCGAAACTTTTTTCTAGTAACTTCACCATTCTACGTGCTTGGTTGCTTGCAATGAGATTTCATAGGAATTTCTTTCCAGACGGTAATCTGCTTGCCCGACTGGGTCTTTTCTTGACACAGCGTTGGGGGGGAGGATGGATCTCAATCAATCCTGCGGCACTCTTAGGCGAGCTCTCCGGCTATAAATACATTGGCGGGTATTCGTTCCACTCGAACTAAGTATTCAACCTCTATGGTCAAGAGGAATAAATTCCTTAAGACCTCTTTGGTCCTATATAACTGTAAATACCTTTTTATCTGCAGGAGCTGGTCTAATGCCGACTTTCCTTATAAAAAAGAAAAATTATAAGTACACGTATCACTGCCACTACAAATGCCTAACTCAGTCAGGATGCTTTGCTATCCACTACCCACCGAAGCATAATTGAGCACTAACCAGCAAGAATTAGTATGGAAGCAAACCCTCATAAAAATGTATAAAAAACATGAAGAAATATCCGGTCAAAAAGCAGGTATGCTCATGGATCTACTTGAGCTTTCAAGGTACTGTTATACCCTCCCTTAAAATCAAGATACACTGCGTGCGTAGAGTCTGAAATGTGGTTGAAAGAAAAGTAATTATTTGATAAGCATACCTTTTTATACTTCTTGTTCCAGGTAACGGACCCGATTCCCAAAAAAAGTTCGGAAAGATGTGGTCGTCCTTGGGGAGTCACCTGTTGAATTATGAGGGGCAGGTGGCCCACCTGACGTTGCGTCAAAGCGAGCAGCAGTTATTTATGGGAGAGTGAACTGATAACTTTCTTGACGTTTCAATTAGATCCCAAGACAATACTAAACTTTACTTCACGCCTCAATTGTTGTCGGCTCAACCAGTAAAGAACCAACCATTTTCAAATTTTCATAATCCATCCGCCAAAGAATTCCACCTCGACTCCTAACAAAAGAGAACCTTTGAACGAGCATTCACTTCCTCATACATAGTAGAGTTTCCCTTGTGGGACGCACAATAGACATTTGGAAAAGCAAATACAATATATATGATAATATGTGAGTGTCCACCAGATTAGCTCAATTAGTTGAGAAGCCAAGGCAAGTAGTAAAAGATAAACATAAAGAAGGTCGACAAGAATAATCATTCTTGAATTTCACTTTGAAATACTGGCTTTTCCTCCACTAAAGCCGGGGAATGGGTCGAAGCTTCCTAAGAACGGAAAAATGATGAAATCGAAGGGAAAGCATCAACTAGTATGTAGACCTAAGTCGCAATCAAAAGGGATCGGTGATTTAAGGGACAAGTTAGAGGAAAGCATTGGGAACCTAGAACTCGTAGTTGCAAGTAGTCTGGAGTACGATGGTATAGAATTTCATAAGGTGAGACACAAGAAGAAGTAGCAGAAGGAGGCATTCTGTTAATTAAGTAGATGCCACTCGCCATAATTTCATCCCAAAAGGGCAGAGGAATAGCAGCGTGATTTATGGTAGCTAAGGCTAGTTCTATGATATGCCGGTGTTTACGTTTGGCTACACCGTTTTGTTCTGGTGTATAGGGACAGGTCACTTGGTGGACTATCTGAGGAAACCGGTTGGCAATTGGTTTGAACTCCGTACCACCATCGGTACGGAGAACCTTTATGGTAGTACTCAACAGGTTCTCAATTTGCAATTGAAAATTAGAAAAAACAGAAACCACCTCATCCTTGGAATGTAAGAAATAAATCCAAGAAAACTTTGTAAAGTCGTCCACAAAAAGAACATAATACCTAAACCCACTGTGTGTTACAATGGGTGCTGGGCCGGCCCCACACATCGGAGTGCACCAGCTCCAGAGGAGCAGAAGTAGAACTATTACTAGTACAGAATGGTAGCTTGTGGCATTTAGCCATATTACAATCACAACAATCAGATAGAGAGTTAGAAGTACAAGGCAAATTATTTGAAACTAAAATTTGCCTAGTGGTAGACATTGATGGATGGCCAAATCTATAGTGCCAAACATTAGCAGCAGCTCGTTCTCCAAATAAAGCATGAGGAACACATGAAATTGGTGCAGTAATTTGGTAGAGACCATTACACATCCTTGCTTGCAGTAGAATAGTCGAAGTGTGGCGGTCCTTAACAAAACAAAATGAGGAGGAAAATTCAATCATGAGGTTGTTGTCAGCCACTACTCTAGACAAACTAATCAACTTTTTTGTAAAGCAAGGTACATGCAACACTTTATGAAGTTTAATGCTAACACTACCAAATTGTAAGGAAGCAGAACCAAAGTGATAAATTTACATACCATTACCATCTCCAATCTGGAGTTTGTCAGAACCAGTATAGTGCTCAAAGGAGGACAAGTTTTTAAGGTCACTTGTCACGTGGTGTGTAGCACCAGAATCCAAGTACCACTCTGTTGAGGTTGTGTCAGTAGCTGCAGTGTGAGCCACATGTGCCTGAGGCGGAACAGAAGGTGGAGGCCTGGTCTGGAGCTGCTCCACATCATCTGTGTATCTCATATCACAGCGCCACCAGCACCCTCTTGCAGTGTGTCCCTTCTTGTAGCATATTTGACAGAACTCAGCTTTTGCAGCAGTACCAGCATCAGTAGGGACTCTTGTACCAGAACCAGAACCACCATTTGTTGGAGCATAAGTTGGAAATCTGGGTCCAGTAATTGGATTGGGTGGTCGATAAGACCCCCCACCCCTGTTCTTGAACTGCCTTGGATTGCGATGAGAATTAGGAGGCCTTAAATTGCCAGAGGGATTGTTGGCATAGAAAGCCACAGGGTTGGAGGAAGATGGCAAGGCAGAAACTTGAGGAGTTTGAGCCTGCAGCAAGGACTCATGGCTTAGAAGGAGAGATTGAACCTCTGTAAAGCTGATAGGCACCTGTCTTGAGTTGATGGCCACCACACAGGCATTGTATTCTGAGCTCAAGCCACCAAGAAAAGTGAGAACTAGATCCTCATCAGGAACAGGAGAACCAACAAATGCTAGCTCATCTGCTAGTGCTCTAATTTGAGCAAGAAAGTCTGAGCAAGAACTGCCCCCTTTTGTCAAGTTCTGCAGTTTCTTTTTCAGTTAAGTTAATCTGGCACGCGAATTAGCTGAGAATGTCTGCCTGCTGAAGCATGCTCCACAGGTCAACTGATGTGGTACAAGAAACCACTTCCAGAATTGGCTCTGAAAGATAAGCACGAATCCATGCCAGAATCATTTGATCCTGTTTGTACCAAGAGAGAGAGTTAGGGTTTATCTGGACTTGACCTGTGACTGGATCTTGCATAGATGGTGACAGAGGAGGCGACGAGATGAACAGGATCAAACCATAAGCATGTAGCAGTGGCTCAATCTGCGACTTCCAGGCCAAGAAATTGGTTCTTGACAGCTTGGTGTGCACCGGGAGATTCAAGAACACCATAGGAGGGCTTGGAAGCGCCGATCCCAACTTAGAGAAATTGAAGGCGCCAGTCGAGGAGCTTGAAGAGGTAAAAGTGGGAATTTGAGGTTGCAATGGCAAAATTGGCATGAATGGTGGAGGAATAGAGGTATTGGGAGGTGGGGAATTGAGTTTAAAATAATAAAAGCGCGAATATAGTTCGTCTCAGCATTGGTTGTTGTCTGAACTTTCTGGTTTGGGTTATGAATATCTTTTGGCCTGGGGATTCCTCCGGATTTCATTCAGAAACTAAGCAACAAAACACACAGACCAGGTCGGTAGAAAAAAATCATATACATTATTATAGGAGTCTTTAGTCATGTATAAAATTTTACTTGCAACTTAAGCTAGCAGACTGATAGTTTCTATCTAAAAAACAAAAGTGTCCGGTTCACATCTTTTTATTTTTCTCTCTCTTATTTTTGAACAAACCTTGTATCGCTTTCAGTTCAAGACACTGCAGGGTGCCGGGAGGATCTTAAATTAGGGAAAACCCAATCCGGAGAGATAAAGGAAAGCTCTTTTGGAATATTTCTGCCAACACAAAAGCAAAAGGATAAAAAATAGTGGGAAAGATTTAAGCTACTACGGATATCTGACGTTACGGATCCTAGCCTTCGTGTTGAGTGACCTGCTGAAGTGTAGTAAAGTTCAATTTCCTATTACCGGTGCCCTGGAAAGAAGGGGCAGCTGGGGTTGGCCGCATCCGGTTTCCGGGGACAGTGTGCACAGACCAGACTTTGCCCGTTGGTGGTTGAACAGTGGCCCTGTCTCCCTTTTATGCATCACTAATAAAGTGCCTTCTCCAGGCGCATGCGACAAGCTTATTTGCTTTTTTTCAATTCAAAGAAGCTGACAGGCAACATCTCTTATACAACCTAAGACTAGTATGCAACCCTCAAGGCGAAATGGTTAGCAAGACAGTAAAGCAGTCTAAGCTGTATTTTAAGAGAATGTCTATTTGCTTTGATGCATGCAAAAAGGATTTCAAGCCGGTTGTATACCTGTTATTGGGCTAGATGGATCCTTCCGATAAAGGACCCGTCAAGTTTTCTATATTTTTTCTTTCTGTTGGGAGCTTTGCTTCCTGCTGAAAGAATCAATGTTACCAAAGTGCGGCGCAAAGAGGGGTAAATCCCTCCCATAGTGGAAAAGGTTCATTCGCTAGCCACCAAGCAATGTGAAAGTCATCTACGGATGCTGAGTGAAGAGGAGAGTTTGATGGTAGGGGAAGTCCAGCATTTCTAGCTTTTGCACTTTTCCTATTTGTGAAATCCACTCATCCATGTTTTGTCCTCTGTCATAATAGCATGGAGAGACCTTTCTCAACAAAACTGAACCACGGGATGAGAGAACCAGTTCGTCGAGTACACTAAGCGAACGATTTGGTGATATATCCAAATTAGAGTTTATGTGAGTACTTCCTCAGAAAAAGAAGAGTCAATGTCTGGTGGGAGGATAAAAGAAGTGAGTCAATTGCGTGTTTCCTTCCAAACAGTATGTCGTATTGTACATTCGATCGGAATCCAAGTCCTAAGGGATCCATTTTGGTCTAATCAACAGACTGATAAGTTGCACAATTTCGTACAGAAGGTTTGAAAGAGTCAAGAGTAAGGGGTGCAAGGTATTCACGTATGCAAGCAAGCAAGCATGCGAGGTCAGCAAAGCAGGCGCGAAGCGATGAAAGTGAAGATTGGAAATGAAGTAGTAAGGCCAACAACTTTCTATACGTACGAATGATCTCTATTTACTAAATTGTGGTTTACCAGAACACTCCTTTACCAGCGATAGGCGTAGGATGCTACCACTTTCACTCAGCTTTCCATAACTTCTTAGTAGAGCTTTCTTTCGTTCACGTCATATCCATTCCTCTTTTGGGGTTCTTCAGTAAGAGGCCGCGGGCCTCCTCTTCAGGAAGTTTTTTGAAGTCTTTCCACTGAAACACTGCCATTCTATGCAAGTAGGGACTGTTCTCCACTATTCTGAAATTATCTCTCTTCTTAGTTTTTTTCATACTTGATTGAGGGCACTAATATTTCCAGGGATTGTAGTTCCACAATGCCAGTAAGTAAGAATTGGAGACCTAGCACCTTTTCAATTCTCCAATTTATATTTAAGTTTCATATGAAAATGCTGCGAAACTAGAGAGTCAAAACAGCCTTCTTATTTGCTTTCGACCTCAAAGACGCCGCCTTGAATGGTTGCTTTCATTGCCTACGATATTCCCTGGGTACGAGTCGGTGACGTTCTTTATCTTTTTTCTTTTCCTGTTCCATTTCCTTGTCCAGTTATCCTTTCTGCTTCTAGTGTTAATCTCGCCTGTAAGTATCACTCATAATAGGTAGGTGCAGTTACCGGTTCGGACATCACTTCTTTTTAAGTAAATCTTTCAAGCAGACCCGAACTCTTCTTCTGTTTTTGTTCGAGCAATATATATTTCTTTCAAATTGCTATTTCTCCTTTTTAGGGGTTATAGACAAGCAGTACTGCAGACACATGGGAGCATATAAGAATATATATGGGTATAAAATAGAAAGACTTTCTGTGATGCAAACTCTAATAAATTGAAATTCTTGGTGGGAAAACTCACTTTTCTGAGCAAAGTGAAAAGGAAAAAGCATTATGCTTGTTAGAAAAGTTGTGCTTGATGCTGAATGTCTGAAAAGTGAATTGCCAAATTTCAAGCAATTTGAAAAGAAGGATTCAACGTGTTGTTAATGCAGTGATTAAAGAAATGTTTCTTTCCATAAACAACCTTTGAAGTTGATCTTCTCCTGTCCCTTTCCATATGTTTTTCTGAAATAGTATGGCTGAATTTGTTGAAAAGGCTTGATAGACTCAGTGCAAAGGGCAGCAAGCTGAAGCTTGCCTGTAGAGTTCTTCGCTCGCGGTATGCTTTCTTATCTTTTGCGAGTCTTTTTATATGCAAAAGGGGCATTCCATTGATACGCCCGGGTTCGTTCAGAAGAGGTGGACAGACAAGCACTTGACTCATTGCCGTGAAATGAATCCATTTTCATCTATATGTCTTGGCATCTATATGTCTTGGTGAAACTCGGGGAATGTTTTTCATTCATGTTGTTAGTCTCAACTGGATGGAGTATACCCGCTTCGTAGTGTTCACGTGATCAAAAGATACTCTTACCACAGAAAAACAGAGTGGAGGGACAATAGGCAGGTGAAAGAGCTCGGTCAAAGACTACGGCGCACTCCCCCTTTTGACTTTATTCTTAACGAGCTGGCATTCACGTTAAGCCTGGTAAAGAAAAATCAAGTAGAATCCCGGAAAACACTCAAGACAATAAGATAAATAGACCAACGGGGAGTATTATTCATAAAGGACAGGCTCGATGAGATAGAAAGATAAGGGCTTTTTTACTGTTAACTTAGCTTACGGATTCCTTTTTTACCATTTACTTGGAAACACTGAAAGCGCACTCTCTCTGAGATAGAGGAAATGAAGCGTTCACAGCAAAAGGAATAGTGATCAAATGACTGACGAGCAAAAGACAAATAAATTCAATACATTGGTATGGAAGTAGTGCTTCAAATAGGTAGGTAACAAGTAGTCAAGATAATGTGCTTTATAGAAAAGAAGCAGTAACGCGGGTGTGGCTTGGCTCTATTGGTTGTATGATCTAGTATAAGAGAACTTTGATTGGTTTGTAGGGACAAGGAATTGGGCTAAAGCAGACTCCTGCGCTACACTAAAACCATCTAATAATGTCTTACTTATCGGCGCATCAATCATATTTCTTTATTTCATGTCTTAGTCTTTAATAAATAGATCCCGATTATAAGAAGTGTAGTGAGGCGGCTAGGGTATATTAGTTTCTTCAAGGCACCGGCTTATGTACACCCTTTGGTTGATGCACACTAGAAGAAGTGCTTGTGTGGAACACTGGATTTTACGCTCAGCATACAGCTGACCTCTTGTCAAAATGAAGTGTTACTTGATCCATTGATTGATGAAGATCCTTCAAAAGTCGCACCAACCATGTGCTTTCTTGTGCTGCCATAGCTGCTGCTCTATACTCTGCTTCAGTTGTTGAGAGGGATACGGTAGGCTGCCTCTTGCTGTACCAGGATACGGCTCCCGATCCGTCACTGAAGACATATCCAGTTGTCGATCGCCTTGTATCACAATCTCCAGCATAGTCAGCATCAAAGTAACCCGTTACTTGGCATTCTGGACCTTTGCGATATAGGAGACCAAAATCCAAGGTACCTTTCACGTATCGGAGTATCCTCTTGACTGCTTCTAGGTGTGGTTTCTTTGGGTTTGGTTTTTATATGCTATTGCTATTGCCGTGTCTTTTTTTATTAGGAGAATTATACTGAGGAAGATCAAAGGCGAGTGATTCAACCGGGTAGTGTGACAGTGACCCGTTCTATGTATAAAGCACTAGAAAAGAAAGTGCGAGAAAGGATTTAGGATATTGTAATGCAACCAATGGGAAGGACAGGTTCGATGTTTGAGAATCATTGAGAAAAGGGACTTCGAGTTATCGACAAGTAAAGGCAATGGCTAAATAAAAGAAGCTTGCTGGCATAGAGGAAAGGAACCGTCACTCACTGGATAAGCAGAAAAGGGAAGAGGGTTAGGCAGAGCAGTGGAGCATTGACCGATCAAGTTTTTCTTTATTTTGGAATAGGTGTGGCTGTCTTCTTTTTAAAGAGTATCATGGCGTAGGCCTGCCAAAAGACAGGTAGATTTCGCATCAATCACTCTGCTATCGCTGTGCTCTCCCCTTCTACCCCTCCCTTGGGGCTGGACTACGAAGAAGAATAGGCAGGGAGAAGTGAACGGAAAGCAGGGGCTGGTAAAAGTGAATTCTGGGGATGGAATCCGCAGGAGTTGATCTAGCTCTGGGTCAAGCTTCTTTAAGGTAAGGAGTTCATTACATGGTGCATCTTTAGCTTCTTTAGATTCTCCTAAATCTCATCCTATGAAGTAGATTCTTCCAGAGGGGTCCCCTCCTCTTGCGCATCGATCTTGGCTTATACTTTGATTATGCAAATCCTAGAGCTCTTCCCTGGCCGACTTCGCTTGTTCTTGGTGATTAACACTTTCACACATTACCCACGATATGATTAGCACACTCCTACATTAGTAACTTTATTAGCACATTCCTACATTAGGCCTCTGATTATAACATTAATACATTAGTCCCTCTTACTAGAATTCCCACTCATTAACTTGATTACTCAGATTAGCTCTTCTTCCACTTTCGAGCATACGGAATGCCTTCCATTTCCATATATACGACTAAACCAACTAAAGTAAAGGTTGACTAACCGATCGCTAGGCGGCTATGCTTCGAAGATGAAAAACAGAACTACTGCCTACGTGTCAGGAATCAGAAAGCGCCAGAATGCTACCCAAGTCTTGGTTCCTTCAATGCTCATCCCAGTCTAGGTCGGTCTCCTCTCTTAAGGTTAAAGTACGTAAAATGGGTATTCCTTCGGAGAAACTCCCAATTTGAGGCAGCAGTTAAAGTTGCTTGTCTAATTTCGGAGCAGCGACCGTAGACGCGCGCGGAGCAGCGTATCAGCTCGAGATCTTCTATTCTTTCTGTCGGAAACGCATTTTCTCGACCTCTCTCCCCTAGTGAAACGAAGCAGATTTACTACACCAGCAGTTCTTCTAGCATGAAAACAGGCAGCTCAGAGATGGGAAAGCTAGCTAATTAGAAAGTGTCCGGCTTTCGACGTCTTCCAATAATGCCGAGTTGGCTTATTTCGACGTGTATTGCTTGCCTAGGAAAGAACGAGTGAAGGTTGCTTCCAATTATGAAATTTTTGATAACTATTGAAGCGAAATACAACGAAAATCCTCCTATAAGATAAGAGGCCCATAGAGTTTATTAATCTAACAAATAGCCAAAAAAGAGTAGTTCTTCGCCCTTCAATTCATTCCTACTCCATTCTAGGCAGTGGTTGGTCAGTCTTCTTTTCTTTTTTCCATTTCCTCATATATGAAAGAATCCGATCACTCTATCCGGACAGGCTTTTTGAGCAGCCGGGGACTTCTACAAATAGTGTAGGATGCTGGGTTCGAAAGGTTATGGAGAAAGGGTAAGTTGGAATGGGCAAGTGCTTAAGTGGAAGAACACTATTTTAAATTTGGTTGAAACGTTTTCTATTTCAGTTTTCATTAGTAACGCATCGGATGGTGAATACTGGGGTGGAACATACTGGAGTCACATTTCAATTTGAATTGAATAATAGACCGCCTCTTCTCGTTAAGCTAAGCAAAATAGTAAAGATCGCAAGTTCTAGATCCAGATCCGCTGCTAGTCTTTTTGACTAATTCCTTTTTCTCGAATCCGCTTTTATCTTTTCACGAGAAGGCGGCCTGCCTTTATGCTCACCAAGTAATGCCTTTGCTTTCCCTAGAACGATAGGGAAGACTCAGAAGTTAAGATCAACATAAAGCCAAAGGGGGTCTTTCTCTCGCGTGATATGATGCTTGATAGCCTAAAGATTTGACATTGGAACTATAGAAAAATGAAATTAAATCTTATTCCTAAACCCACTTTACACTGAACTTAGCCTCTCTTATTGGTACTTAAGCGGCATATCTCATCGTAGGCCTTTTGGTAGGAGAGTTGGTTCTATCAGTCCCTTTGTAATGCTCATTAACACCGAATATCCGGAGATTAGAGAAGAGTTCAGCCATTCCTTGAATCAGCCAAAGATTCAAAAGAAGTGGTGTCTACCAAGCGCCTGTCTTTACCTTTGTGAGGGGGTACCGCTCCGACTTTCAAGCTCAACCCGGAATATCTTCTTTTTTTTTAATATCGTAACGATTACTTTCCCTGACCAGTAGGAGTAGGATCTCCCATATAATAAAGAATCCAACCTTATTGGGGATGACGTAAATCCCAAAACAAACCTTCTTTCAAGGGAAAGCTATTGAATCCCATTGATCACACCTGACCACCAACGGCTAACTCAAGTGCCTATTTAATCTTTTGTTCATGCTTCCTCATTCGCTTATCATCTTTCGATGAGCAGCGCATATCCGATTTGAACAGAAAGTGGAATCGGGAGAATCGTATTGAGAAAAGGAGCTGATCTTGAAGAAGCGCAGGTCTCTCGTATCAATTCGACGTGACTTTACATCCTGTGATGAACCCCTTAAGGGAGCAATAGGCGCTGGAAGGATTTGGCTTCAAGCCAAGACAAGGCCGGGTCACGTCTAAAATTTATTTAAAAGCGCGTTGGTGCAGGTAACGTTTCAAAAGTAAACCACTCAGAATAGACATCCGCAAGGCCCGGAGCGTCCTAAGCCCACTTTTCTTGTTGAAGAGGGGAAGCTATAAGCCTGGTATAGTTATGCTCAGAATAGGTATTTTCTTTCTGCTTGCTAGTAGGATGTGTGATAGGGGGAAAAATCCTTAATTCATAGGAAAAGGTATTTCCAGAATATTAATACCCTTTATAATAAAAAAAGCAAGAGCTCAAGTAGTCAAAGAAGACGCAGAAACTGGTAACGCTGTTAAGTCAAATTACTCGGAATAGCCCTTTGGAATAGCCTGTCATGGCATAGGCGAGAGTTGAAAAAAGGGTAATCATGAAAGAAGATCAACATTGTCAAGTGGAACCTGACATAAAACGGCATAAGGTTCTCTCAAGGGACCATCACGCGAAAGCTCGCTCGTGCTTCCAGCCACGAATGAATGTTCCATCCGCAAATATGACCTATTTATTCCACATCATCCATATGCTTAAACCTTATTTTTGCGCTCTATTTCATCAGTGAGTAACGTATAATGTTACGAACGAAAAGCCTGTACTGGATTTAGCGAACCCTACCTAATAACTTGCATAGCCACTCGTGCTGCATCACATGTGTAAGCCTTTGACCCTGGATATATTTGAGGCGAATGTGATAAGTGTATATAATAAATGGAGCTCCAGATAAGTATTGCTCCCATTTCAGGACAGCCGTTATGAGGGCCAAGAACTCTTTCTCGTAAGTGGGCAACGCCTTACTCTTTTGTTGTAACTGCCGATCGAAGGAAGGAACTTTATATGATCATAAAGCTGGTCGTATATCTGACTGACGCTTGGTTAAGAGATTCAAGTCCGAGCACTTCCAGGTGACGAAGTTTTTCACATAAGCTCAACTTTACCGACATAAGTAAGCACGACTTCAAATCCTTCTTAATCTAGATATATATTAGTAGATTTAATACCCTGCCTTCTCCCCGAGTTCATGTTTACCCCGAAATGACATAGCCTTTCGTATTTTTAATATGCTCTCGTAAGCATAAGCGCTATGTCTGATGAATGGACGATGTAGACGTAGAATAAAGATCCAAAGGCCTGGAGAGATGAAGAAGCGGATGTAGCGTAGGAAGACAGACCTATGTGAAATGGTATAGCTTGCTTATTAATAAAAAGTTCCATCCCACTCCCATCCAAAGAGACATGAAACCGGATAAGAAAAAACATAGAGCAGCCCGGCCTATCTTGACTCGTAAAGAGCTGAGCGATAGGAAAGAAAATAGGAATTGGGCTTAGTCTTTAGCAAATGACATGTCCTTTCAACCTGCTGAATGATGATTCAACTTACACGGGAAAGAATAGATTTAAGTATAGGTAACCATAAAGAGCGCCGCTACTGTCCTCGGAAGAAAAAAATAAATTGAGACAGGCATAAAAGAAAGCAAAATTAGGACGTTCGAAGAGGAGGTACTCACTTTCCGGGATTGGATTATTTTCCCCCCTTCATCCTTAAGTAGAGCTCGTTCGGGGAACAAAGGTGATGTGTTGGTTAAGAACTTTGCCCGTCGGTAACTTGTGGCTGATGGATACTATGGAAATCTCCCTTTCCATATGTTCATTACAGTATTATAATATTTTTAGGATATTTGATGCATGCTTTATCAATATTCGAATTTGTCTCGTTAAGCATAATTGGTTAATTTCCATGTCAGTTTTGATGAACGGTCCAATTGGTGTATTTAGTGATCTCTATCTTCTCTCTAATACATATAAGTCGTAAAAGATCAATAAGGAACATGAAATATTGAGTTGAAGGAACATTGGAGCTATAAGCATAGAACATCGACAATTTCTCTAAATGTAATAAATCTAGTAAGTACTCTTCCCAAAGGTATGCTAAATAGGGAGGTTTTTTGTGATCTCATTAGAAGTGTTTGGCATGTGATACATTTTGATGATCAGGTTTCTCAGGTTAACCCTAAATCTCACTCAGCCCGTGTGTTTATCTACGTATGTTTCTGTTGATTTAGAGAGAAAGGATTAGGGTAAAAATTAGGGATTCTTGCCTCTGTTGCCAGAGGCTCCCTTATATATTAATCAAGAATCGTACTTTTTTTTACAAATAAGACCCTAGACTTCTACAAATAACATGACTTCTATAAATAACATAATAACTAATATAACTCAAAAGTTTATCTATACTTCTAATGAAGAACTGATCCCTACTGATTTGTTAAGTACTTAAAGTTTTATCGCACTACCAGGATTTTGCAGGGTTTCTTTGTGGGGGCTAGATCCAAACCTGGTAAAAAGAGGAAGATAAATTGGAAAAAAAAAAACTTTTTATAAACTTAAGTAAGTAAGCCCTTGAAACCTTAAACCAAGAAAGGGACTCTACCTTATAAACTTTAACCTAAACCTCCTTCTAAGTCTTCTAAGAGTCACACCTCTACTAAACCTAGTGAAAATCCAAGGACTAAGGAAGGAGGCATTGTTATTAATGAGTCTAGAAGTTATGGTCACAGACAATCTGGTGGCAACATTGGAAGGACCAAAGCTCTGGTTTTGACCTCTCAGAATAGGAAAGGGAACCCATGGAGTTTGATGATGAGGACCTATTAGACTAAGAGAAAGAGGATGAGGATACCTTAGAGATGCTATTGCGCATAGAAGTCTTGGAATAAATGACCAAACAGAGGAATCCTTCTTTTTATGGTAGGGCTCCAGCTTATAACCCTCATTCCTCCCTTTCCACACACGAGTCCCCTGTCAGAAATAAAACCCCGGCTTTCCCTTCTCCTCCTAATAAGAATAAATTGAATACCAAATCTCCTTCTCCTAAACCTGCTCAAGCTTCAAGGTATCCCTCTGTGCCAACTTGATTTAGTATAAGGAAGTTTCAGGAGCCTCAACCTTCAGGAAGTAAGAGATAAGAGAAGGAAAGAAGGTCTCAATTTTCCACCTCTTTACTCTTTTTTTCTATATATTCTGATGATCCGATTGTTTCTTTCTTTACAATATGGGCTTTCGTAAGCATCAATAATGCCACAAGATCTGAAAAGCAAGCAACCAGGTACTCATTCATGAGTGAAGATGAATACAGCAAAATACTGTGAAAAGTGTGGCTTCTGACAGTCGCCTTAAATTGCTGCTGAATTGTAAGATGAGGCTGCAGACCACAGTTGATCATATCGCTACTCCCAATATAAGAAGAGAGTGTAAAGGAGCTATGAAGAAGGATACCATTCAGACTACCTCAAAGTATGTGTCTTCTTGATTGCAGAATATCTTATATATTTAGTGTATGTTATTCTTTCTTTCAAGAAAGCTCTTTGCACTATAATAGAGAGTTGTGGGGCTATATGCTTTAGTAAAGTCCAAGTCTGTAAGTGTCTTAATAAGAAAAAGAGAAAAAGAAAAAGAATGCAAAAGCTAAGCTGGTATGGTAGATTTTTTGAGGGATCCACTGTAACCTTCTCACATGCGCAATACGACAAGAAAGCAGTTGTGGCAGCGTACTACAAAGAAAGTAGGAGGAAAGACGTGTCATTATAGTTGGGCTAATACAAGAACTGGCTATGGTGCAGAAATAGCATACTGGTAAACAAACTACATCTTTATCTCCATTTATTAAAATCTTTCCTTATAGAAGAGACAGAAGCACTCTGTGGATATGATAGTTTCCGAATGAAGAAAGAGGATGATATAAGGATGTACGAGTCACAAGCAAAATGAAGCAGGAGCCCAGTGAGATAGAGTCTCCACACTATGCGATTTTCTTCTTGGGTGCTGGAAATGTCGAACTGTCCGTAATTACCATCTAGTCTTGTATCTTTGGAAATGGCTTTTTGTACTAAATTTTCTACTGGATAAACGGTATCAGTGGCAGAAGTCAATAGGTTTTGGCCTCTTTATGAGCTCGTATTTAACCCGGGAATACCTTTTATCTCAAATTCCCGACCTAGGAAATGCTTTAGCTGCTCTACGAGTTCTTTCATCAAAAAAGCGGATCGATAGGTTCTACTTCGTCTTCTACAAGGTCTGCGCCGGTTAAGATGAGATCATCCACATAGAACAAGACTATAGCTAGCCACATTTCTTCTTGGTGAATAGGCTCGAATCTATAGTGCCCTCTTTCAGGAAGAGTCATCCCAGTGAAAGGCAACCAAGCTTTCTTTCAAGACGTTCCTCAGATTCCATGATGTCCTTATTGCCTGCCCAATGGGACTAAAAAGAGAATTATAGGTAAAACTCGATTTTCTATAAAGTTGATACAACGAAGAATTTCTTACTGTCCACATAAACGAATAGATTTTATACAATGTACCTTTGCCTCCAACCTTGGAAAGGAGCTTTTTTGATGACTAAAAGTACCGAATGCTCAACCGCACGCCAGTCAAGGCCTTAAATCAAGGATCGGGACAAGGCACAATCGGAGTTAATCGACTCGTCGGAACAACATACACTAAATATTCTGGGGATTAAACGAAAAATCCTATTTCCGATCGTCACTAGTCCGACGCCTTATTAGCATTAAAAAAGGAGGATCCCTATATCGATGAAAATACTATCCTGCCTTTTCCCTCGGTGATGCAGTTCAAATTTCATCTTGTCTACAGCATCTTTGTACAGAATATCGGCCTGCCGGTGTCTACCAAGACTCGTTGAACATGAAATCCTACCATCTGAAAAGACAAGACTACCTCATCATCATGCTCTTCACGTCAACATAATCTTGATTCTAAAATGTTTTCACTCCTCCTTCTCTTGTCCTCTTCTTGACAACCTGGAAGACTTGGGAAAATCGAATCTGGTGTACCCTATTCTTCTTTTCTTGGTATCTCCCTCAGATGCCATCCCCCCACTGATCATATTTGTAGTTATTTTTTATCCTAAAAGATTTTTCTTCTCCCCCCGGGTGTGGCATTAACTCGTTCGTCTCTTCGATCTATATCGGCACTGCTGGATCCAAGGAGAATTTCTGTTGAGGAGTCTGACCCTGCTGGAATTTATATACTCAAAAGATATTATTAATTCCATGTTGATTTCGTCTCGGCCCGGAGTGAACTTCCTCGTTACGACCTCACCCTGCTAATTTTCCTTGTGGTTGACTGGGAGTTTCATATTATTCTTCTCCGTCTCCTTTTCTGCCTATCCCGACGTTTTGACAAAGCGCCAGGTTCGTAGACCTGTCCCACTAACTAATCGAAGGCGGCTATTTCTTCACTTATGGCAGGCACATTCACGTCGCTACCCAACTCTGAACTTCATACAGGTGAAGTGTTCGTTCAATGGCATATAAAGAACCAGAACTAACCGTTTAGCCCAATGTACAGGGGTTGCATACCTAAGGCAAACAAACCAGGGCAAGCCCAATAACAAAGTATGCGAGCGAGGACCGGTTGGTTTTGGGTGGATTGGCCCGTATTCTAAGCCGAGAGTTAGACCCCAGCACCATTCGCACGGATTTATACACGCGTTGGGGTCTCGCTCTTCATTGGCAACATGGCCAGAGATGGACTCTAAAGTTCAGTGCGACGTGGTCAAGCTTCTGGTAGTAGTGCGGACCCACTTCGTCATAAATGGATACTCGCATTCATATGCTTTCTACTTGCACATAATGCCTCTTGTAAAACAAAGACTTCCTTTGCTAGTAAGCAGTTCATTTAACGCCTTAAGATAGGAACTCGGCACCCGCATTATGCTTTTTCTTTTGGTCAGGCCGCAGGGTGCCTTTACACTGCAAAGGGAGGCTGAGCTTGATGAGCTGGAGACGGTGCTGCCCTATTGGTCAGTTCTTGTTTTCTTTTTATTTGCAGAATAGTCTAAGTTGAGACGCATCGGAAAGAACACCCATCGCAGTCTTACAAATCGGGCAGGCCGGGCTTGATGTGCACTTAACGATTCATTTGAGGCATGAATTGTATTACATGCTACATAAAACATATATGTGTAAGTGTGGTACATATGTATATAATGTGGACACAGAACTCTGTAAGCATTTTCTGAAATTCCAAAATGTGGAAGTTATACTCAACCAGTTAGGTTTTTTGGAACATATTTCCAATCGCCGTTGCCCTTTCGCGTGCCCAGGATCCGGAATTCCCGCAACAGCGTAGCAAGTACATACAGGCCTTTCCGTTTCTCCACTTCAGGCTTATATATAGCTTTTCCCGGCCGGGAATTTCCCCCTTTTTTGCTAGCAACAGCTTCGGGCTGAGAAGACTCACTAACTGTGTTAGTTTCAGACCCCTGTCTTTGGCGTCTAGCTATCACTTGCGCAGTAAAGTCAATATGCCTGGCTAGTTGGTCCAATAATACATAAGCTTTAACCATGGTTGATTCCTCTAGCTCGCAAAAAAAGGCAAAGTACTTTTTTTAGTGCTACTATCTCAAAACCATATCGTTCCATGGCATTAACAATAGGCATTTCATATGGAGAAAGAGGATTTTGGCTCATTAGAATTTATTCCTTTGCGGAGATCTCTCTGTACGGCGATATCGTCTCCGTTTCTCCTCACTCCCTCAAAACAATGCCCAAAAAGCCCCTTCCTTCCCGGCTTTGAAGACGTGTCACCAACCTTCTCCGACTTGGGGCTGAAGTGGCTTGACCACGCAGTCGGCAATGTGCCGAATTAGGTGGAGATCGTGGCGTATATTGCGCGAAATTCAAGGGGGTTCCTGAAAGTGCAGAGTTTGTGGCTAAGGATGTGGGCACAGCTGCAAATAATGAGGAGACGGTGCTAATACCGCTCAATGAGCCCGCCCATGCTACCAAGCACAGGTTAGTCAAATGCAGATTTCATCAAGCATGATGCTATGGAGGAATAGAACTTTATATAAAAAGTAGTTGAGAGCTTTCCCGTTGTTGGGTTGTTGTTTCGTTCTCCAATTTCGAGTCAAATTTTTTCTTAGTTAGGCTCAAATTGAGGCCTCATTGCTCAAATGCTGGTCAGTTGAGGCTTGATTCCACTCGATTTTGGGTTAGCTCTACCTTTCTTGCTCTGTAATGCACCATACTAGTCCTTGTCATACCAAAAGATACTTGCCACATCTTTGAACCTACTGACGAGGGTTCAAATTGCTTGAGAAATTGGTCCACGAAAAAGGGCCTTCCCCATATATTTGGTAAGAAAATCATAATTAAGGAATGCCTATTTGGCAGGAGTAAGATACAGACTGATTTATACTACAACTGTAGGCCCGGTGTGCAACACCTGGCGTTATCAACAAATGATGTGCTGAAAACACTGAGAGAGATGCGTGCCCGCGCAGGGCTAGGGGGGGCTTCGCGTGTCCTACTTCTTTCAGATAGAATGAGAGAGAATAGAACTTTTCAAAAGAAGGTCGGGCGAGCGAGTGCAGGATCTGGCATTTAGGGACCTTCTGTATAAGGCACTTAAGGTGGTAACCTGTTACCTGGAGAAGTATTTCACAACCGGTACTCCACAAGCAACTTTGTTACAAAGAAGAAGCTTTCTCCAAAACGATTCCGAAAGGTTTAGCGTATCCTTGCCTCAAAAGAGTTTTGATCAACTGTGAGCTTGGTTCGCAGCAGATCAAAGCGAGTAGAGCAGAGCGGTTTGCTAATCTTTGCGAATGAACTAATACTGTCACTAATGATGGGAATGGGAAAATACCAATCAATGGATTTCTATGATAACGAGGCTGGCTCTATAAACAAACAGAGTTCTTGCTTGCTTGGTGAATCTTTCTTATTTGAGGCAAGTGTGGCTGGCCGGCCTTCCTTGGCTTTACTTTTTCACAAGCACCATAGTCTACATCTTATCCTTCCTTCTGCCGGCTAACTCAGCTAAGCTTTAACCTGCTTATTTCTTGCTCTAATATCATGGTGTTTAGCACTTACTTAATTATTGTGTGCTTAGGGCTCGATCTCGATTATAAAAAAGGGGGGATCAGGAATGGAGGATAATTCCGTCTTATACCATAATTAATAAGACATCTGAGACATAGCCATAATAGGAAATGAAATGGAGCTAGCTAATTTAAGAGAATTTAGGAGATTCTATTTTCTCTACTCCGTCTTCCCCCTTTTAGGGGAACAGAAGAAAGTCTTGGAACACTTGAAACAAATAGAAGAGCCAGTAAATATTCGTAGTTTGAGATTGACCATTTCCCATTTTTCTAAGTAAGTATTCGAAAGACTACCGGGGCCCACCTTTGCTCTTGGAAGTCTATAGCTCGCGTAAAGTATTCCGCTTCGGACTCGTTACATATCTTCCACTCGCTTCCCCGCTCTTTCGCTCTTCCCGGCGGCCTTCCTTTAAAGCTGGTTTACCTGGGCTTGGGGCGAGAACATTGAGTTCAGGCATTTTCCACTATCACACCTGAGGGGTTCCTTCTTATCGATAAGAGATGGCTTCATGCCATCATCCTACGAACGCTTCTGGTTACGGTCTCAAGAACGTCTATTTCTGGAAATTCATTTCATCGGTATTCAGGAGTTGGGATTTCGACTGACCAATTGTTTCTATCAAAGATGCCGTGGGCAAGACTATGGAGTCAATCGTAGGCTGCTGAGGAATAATTTCTTGCTATTCGTGAAAAAAGGGAAGGAGTCTACTGGGTCCACAAAGACTAGGTAGAGGGAGTATAATCCGGGGCGGGTCCGTTATATTTTGAAAATGGGATCCCCTTCTATTTGCGCATATAGCATACAGTTTTGAAGAGTCAAATCACAACAAGCCCCAACCCAACAATAGTTATTGAATATAAAAAGTCAGTAAAGTAATGAAATCAGAGTAATAAATTGATCAAAGAGTTGAACAGGATTGAGTGAGCAAAAGAACTTCTTTTCCGTTAAACTTAGTTGCTCGGGATGGAGTGATCAAACGAATGTAACTAGTTTTTCTATCAACTAATTCGAACTGCAGCTTTAAACTGAAGTAAGTAACGGTTGCATAAAAAAAGAAAGGGAGTAAGGATTTTATAACGGAATGCTTGTTTTTTGGTTGTTCGTTAGTTAATGAATTCAATCAGAGGAAGGCAGAAACACAAATAGGGAATAAAGCTATGGATTTACTTTATCAGTAACTGAGAGTTCACTACGAGTTTCTAAAGGAAGGTCTCTCGCATTAGAATTGCACTTTTTCTGAGGCTGCTTTTCCCGGAAAGAATGCCACTTCTTCTCGCTTGGCAGAACGGGATTCCACAAACGAATAGAACTGCTTTTGCGGCTAGTCTTTACCCTTATAATTACACTCCTTCTTCTGCTAGTAAGTTTTTATTTCACTTATTCTTATATAAAGTATTCACTAGAGAGCTAGGGCGGCGCAGCAGGCACCGCTTTTCCTTGTTTGAACGGTCTTGTTCGCACTGTCCAACAGAGCTATTACTTTATAGATCAAGGAAATCTTTCAAATCATCTTGTCCTGTGTGATACGACAGATTGAGAACTTACGCTTGATGCTCAAAACTTTCATTAAGGTAGGTATTGAACAAATGAACTACTGCTAACTTACTTTCGGGAAAGAGAGTTGTCTGCGTTGATTGATTTTGGTCAATGGGGTTTGCTTACTTACTCTTGAGCAATAAATGGAGCGGCCCACCAGGCAAGCGGTATTGCCCACAAGAACAGGAACTACTTCTTCTAGAAACTGAGAACAGGAAAGGAAGTACGCTGCTTTCCCTATTTTGGATTACTCACTCGCACCTTATTTATGAGACACGACTGCTAAGTAGAACTGTCAAAACCGGGCTTTAGACAAGCTATTTCATAGATAGAAAAAGTAAGTCATTCTTGTTTTCCAATATGGATTGCCCTTCCTAGTCCAGTCTAAGAAGAAGTTCATGCTCGTGCGACAGACCTGCCTTTCCTATTGGTTAGATTTCATTTGCTTACTTTGTATTTTTCAACAAATAGCTCTGTTTTCTTCGCAGTGACATTCTTTCTTGCTTGGTAAATCCGGCCGAGTGAGTAGCAGTACTCCAACTGACTAGCCGCTAAGAAGGTGCGAGTGAGTAAGTAAACAGATTCTTCAATTCGTGATCGATGCTCGGGAAAGAGGAATCAAATACGGTAATAGCATCCCTCTTTGGAAGGTTTGAGTTCGGAATTCATGCAAGAAAGCAGACATCACAAATACCCACGCTTTTTAGTAACATGCGAATGGTAAATCCCTAGCTTGTTCCTCTGTTGGAAATTCAATAAGCTCAATCGTCTAGTGGCCCTAGCTTTCAACTCAATTTATATAAAAGCAGCGTACTCCCTCCCTTTCCAGCGATAAGTTACACCGGCAGTGATCTTCTTTCGTTCTCAATCCTTCCTTGCTTTACGTTGAGTTCGGAATTAAATAAGGCGCGCAGCGGGAATGAAAGAACTAAACAATAAGGTAAGATCAACAGTAAACGAATTCGCTGCGGAACTTACTTTTCAAACTCATAGCTCACTCAGTGGATAGGTGTGCTTGAGTTTCACAGATAGGCTTTTCGTTCGTAACGTAGGCATGTTACGCTTTGTAGAGATACACGTTAGTAGTGTATCTCTCCAAAACAAAAAGAATTCAAAGTTTGTATAAACCATCAGCAAGGAGAGCAACAACGACAGACAGCAGAAACGCAGGGCGCCGGCTTTTAAGACGCAACTCATGCCTTGGTTGGGAAAGCTCTTCTTTTTGGGTAGCCTTAACTGCCGTAGTATTATTCTAAAGGGGGGTTGGTTTTTTTCTTTGAAATGGCTCGCCGCTTAATTCCTTTGATCAAACTTCCCTCCTCGGCCACTCTATGACATAAATGCAGGATGCCGCGGATGCTAAGTAAAGGTCGAAGCTATGAGAAAGATTCTTTTTTGATCCGAGTCGAAAAGGCGAGTCCTTATTTGACCTGTACTCATCGATGCTATTTAGGTTGGCGAGTGCCGATGACATCAACTCTTGCGTCATTTCCCCATCTATCCGCCTTGCCAGATCCTCGTCATTTTGGCATGGAAGCAGTCGCGATTCCCCAATATTTGGCATCTAGAATCCCCACCTGATTATAGAAAATCAAAAGAAGCAGGCGGGGAGGTTTTGCCGTATGTGAAAGGTGGCCAAACTCACCCAAAGAAAAGGTTGAGGGCGAGACATCCAATGTGGACAGTTCATGAAAACTCCTCCTCTAAGTTGACATTTTCTTCGGCCACTATTGGCTTTCAAGTCAAGTGCAAGAGTTGAAGCGGGTGGCATTCCCATTCCCCCCTTTTTGAAAGAGGCCTTCAAGCGCCCTTCGTGAAAACCAGTCCACTCACTACTATTCGATTCAGTACCGGGGTTCATCCAGATCCATTCCTTATTCAGTGCCAATAAAAGATACAGATAGATAGGTCCTTCGTCTTCCTAAACGAGTATGTAGCTCTCAGATCACTACAAGTATGGAGCTCCTTTCCTCCGTGCTTCACTTAGAGAAGATAGATAAATATAGGATGTTTTTATGTGCAACCAACGTTTGGTGCTTTCTTTTTGTATTGGATCCAAGGTCTGCTTTTTTCTTTGTGAGACTTGACCTTCTTGTCATTTATGTGTTTCTTTGAAGTGGAAAAGCGGTCTATTTGCTTTGTCCGTTTGGATTGGTAGATCTGGATATAGCGCTTCTAAGAGGTGACCGCTTTTACGCGATAAAGGGTTACCTATTATAACTAGAGCGCTTCGCACCTTGATTGACAGACCGGTTTGCGACTGGCTTGACTGAATGGATTGAATGGCCCTAAAAAAAGAAATAAAGGGGCCGAGAAGCAAAAGATTCGAGAGTAAAGGCGGAAAAGCAAAATGTAGTTATCATTATTGATGAAATCAAATTGGTAGATAGGCTAGCTAATAGAATGAAAGATGGAACGATCTTATAGCTTAACTTCTTCTTTCATCAAAACTAATGCAATCCCCAATATATTCAAGGAAAGCTGGAAACATGAATGATAGTGCAGATTTTAGAACCACAACTCTTTTTCTAATTAAAGTCTAAGATATATGCCTATTTTCTATCAGATATATGAGTAAAAAACATTTCTTATTCATTGATAGACGACTATTATTCTATATAGAAAGATATATGAATAGTTCCAATTAATGGAACCGAAGCAATACCGTGGGGCCCTTAATAGCTGCATTTGTTCCATTAAATGAAATTGGATAGGTATATATGAGGACCAGATATAACGCATTTTGCTAACTAAACTTTATAATTTGATAATGGAATCAGAATAGATATCGAATTGAAAGTTATATACTGGAAAGAGTAGGTTAATATACATACGGGGCGATAACCTTCTTTCGTACTAACAACCTAAACTCCGTCTTCCGCATACGAAAGTGAGAGAAATGAGAGAAGCAGAAATGAACGAACTTAACTAAAAAACATCTATCTTGACCAACGAATCGGTCTACGTCGATAGCTCGATTTCTCCAACTGAATGAAAGAGGCGAGCCAGAATAGACACCTGGAATATTTGTTGTTGCTCTTTGGAAACCATCTTCTAATGAGCCTCCAGTTCCGAGAAGGGGACTCTTCTCTTCCCGCGAAGAAAGGAGCTGCGCCCTCATATGGTTGTAAAGGAAAGCAGAGGAGCTATGCTTGCTCGAATCAGGAAAAAGATGAAACCAGTGCATCAAACCATAGCAATGAATGAATAAATGACTCAAAGATGGACGACATTCACTAAAGTAGCTCTACAAAAAATACTAATAAAGGAAGTCCCAAGAGATGCTATAAGTTCCAAACTAGGAACAAAAAAAGAAGGGAAGTCCACTAATAGTAAAAGAAAAAATGCCAAACATCCTATATTCATGGTTACTTATGAGGAAGTCCCAAATCTTCTTGGTTATAGATTTGTTAGCTGCGTCTTCTTCATAGCTTTTTATTTCGTGTACTGAGATTTGAGCCACTAATGGATTGATTTAAGAGTAACTTTATTCCATTTAAGAAACTCATATCTAGTTGAGTTTGTAGTGGAGTTCCTGGTATGTGTTTCTTTTCTATTTTCTATTTTTCTAAAATGTGCCGTAAAAAAGTGAGGCTAAGCATTCGCTATCCTAGCTTATCGGTGATGAAATTTTCATTGTAGGGAGTGGGGTATCACTCATTCATGCAGGAGATTTTCCCTCTTATTTCCTGAGCGAAATCATTAGTCTCCAGATCTGCTTGCCTGGCTAAACCAGAACTAATCATCCATCGGGCTACTATATTAGTGCTCCCAAGGTGAAGAAGATGGTAAGAGCAGCCAACTAATCGCTTGCCTTGATGCCCTTTCTCTTCTATCTTTTGTCCTCCTTTCGACTGCGCGGAAGGTAATATGCCGAGTCTCATAGTCAATGAGGTCAGCTCTGACAATAGCCGTGGGCGCGTGCGCTTTCAAGCTTCTTGGTAGTTCTATACCGCTAGCTGAGTTCGCCTACAACAAAAGTTCTCAAGCTAGCATACAGAGCCCTACGAGGTACGATATATATGGCCGCCGGTGTAGGTATCCCATTTGTTGGTAAGATGTGGGCCACTTTAGCGAAGGGATATGACAATGGTATGGATTGGCTATTCACAGGAAGGGAGACTACAGACTGATTCCTCATATTCACTACAACTAATAAGGATTTTTAAGAATAAACCACTATAAAGGAATTTGTAACAAACAAACCTAGTAATTGCTATCAAAGAAAGAACCCTACTTTCACTCCCCTAGTTCTACTTGCCCCTATCTGATCTTCAGGATTTTTACTTACTGGGATGGTGAACTACTCTCCTATTGAATGCAATTCATCAACTCACTGTACTAACCTATGTAGGAATTGAACTCACTCCTCTATGAAAGGTCAAGCTAGACTCTCTTAATGGTATCGGTGTTAATGGAAAGCACAAGCTTAATGCTCAAAAAAAAGGGATTTGACCTGCTCACCTAGACAATTGAGACTGGGAATCTTCAGGAATACGCAGCTATCCAACAGCTGTAATAGGATCTACCCGGCAAAGGGTAACCCAAGGTAAGAGGAGGAAGTAGGAAATAAAGGCCCTGATCAAAATGGTGTGGACTTGGGATTTAAATTCATTTCATTGGATTGGAATTGATTGGAAATGATTTTAAATTGAATTCCCGTGATCAAAACTAAGGCCCTGATTAAATGGAAGAATTTATGGGAATTGAAATCTGATGATCAAAAACCATAAAAATAGAAGAAAGGAAATGATTTGAATTCTAAAAACTTACCATTCATTTTGCCCTCATTATTTCAAAAGAATGTTACGGCTAATTTGCTCTAGGTAATGCTCGTTCCAACGGCTAAGTAATAAACAAGTAATTTGAAATGCTCGCTCCAGATAAAGCTCGCTCCAGATTTGACTCGACACTCAAATATTGTTCACAGGCCCGCTTGATCGTGGTTCAATTCTGCGGCAAGTTATGTGCGTTATTTGCCATCTTCAAAAAAAAACTATTATATATGGTTTTACTACTTTGAAACGAAATTAACGGATTCAGCTGAAGGAAACTCGAGTCGAAACAGATTGCTTTCGGCCTTTTTTAAGTAGACATTGGGCCACCTCATTTTGTGTTTTTTTTTTATATAGTATTATAGTTAATATTTAATTAGCATTAATTTTCACATGATATTGCTGCTCATCCCACATGACTTTTATATTTTTGTTCCTTTTTTTTTTCTCGTTCTTATATATAAAATAGGCGTGTTTTTGCTATAATACAAATAAAGTGCACAATGGAATTAAACAAATTGAGACAGTTTCTGGATGCCTTACTGATGCCATGCGATTTGTATCAGACTAGGACAATTATACTTACATCTGATGTATTGATAAATGGTAGAGTGAGAATATTGAAGAAAGTCTCTCACTGTCTCACATCATGCGCTTCTCTAAAGTGCACCAGGTCGCTCATTATACTAGCTTTTATACATGGCATGAAGTCCATGAGGCTAAACTTGAGACTAGCCACCAAAAATAAGCTCATGGCATGAAGTCCATGAGCTGATACAAAAGCAACATAAGCAAATAAAAATAACAAAAAGCAACATTTTTATAAAACATCAACAAAAATTAACAAATCAACCAAATAAGCTCCCAAAGTAGGAGATACAAGAAAATTTTCAAATCTTCTAAAACATTCATATAATGAGGATACAATTATTTATTTGAATTGAAGCATCATAACAAGACAGTTTTCCAACTAAACTAACAATAGCAGCAATTAGTTTAAAAAACACAAAACTGAGGTCACATAAAAGAAACAACAAACAACGTTTCTATTTAGACCCTATATTTTCTATGACTCATAGCCAGAACCACAAACAAAGTAATAAGAATTTTTTTATCCAACAAGATCTTATCGCAGTAGTAGGATCACATTTGTAGTACCAATGTTTGTTACTTTCCTGCATCAACACCAACAAAATTATTTTATTTAAATGTTTTCTACACCAGATAATTTATGCTAATTTTGGTCAGTTGTATGAAAAAAAGATCTCACTATCCTACCATTACACTAGAGTCAACATTTTCATTCAGCATCAACACAAGCTAATTGTACATACTTCCAAACACAAAGTTGAACCTTTAATGTGTGCTATGACCCTATCCAATTAAATAAAAAATGGGTCTTAGCTATAAAATTCTGACAGGCCTCACCTTGCATCTTTTATCTTTTTAATCCCTATTTTCTACAGAAATTACATAAAGGCTATTGCAATCTACAAGTATATGTTCATCTTATTTCAATGGACCCTAACCGCCTACAAGGAGATGTACACATCAAGTCTGCACAGACCCCAATTAATTGTACCATTTAACTACTATATGACTGTGTTTGCATGTCTATTTTAGAATATGTACTGGGTGCTACCTCAAGCTCTTAACAGTTCATTCAAAAGAAAAGGAAGTGAGATACATACCTTCTTCACCATCAGCATCCATTTCGCTGCAACCACCGACCCTTGAGCTCATCAGGACAACCAAAAAAACTGCCAGCCTTTTTGTTATCAGACATGAGGAGATCAACAACACCAAGCATGTTATCACCAGAAAGTCTCAATTTCTGCACTTCAGCATAAATTTCCTCAGGTGTATAGACCCTAGTATTTTACTTGAGGAAATACTAATTTGCAACGGCAAGTTGCCGACCAATCTCAGATAGAGAGTCATGAACAATCTTCAAGCCTTCATCATATTGGCGTTGAATAGTTGCACTCCTCGACTCAACTTCATCAAACTTTCTCTTGACACCCAATTTGGAAGACCTTTTTGTGGTCTTGGAGGAGGATGAAGCTCCATTGGCAACTCCATTTTGAGTGCCACTGGTAAGATTGTCAAAATTATCCAGAACTACAACATTCTCCTCTTGAAGTCGGTCAACATCATTGATTGTCAGTGCCTCCTCTTCCCACTGTTGGAGCCTTTCCTTGCAAGTTTTAGCCGTGCTACCGCTTGCTCGGGTTTTCTCAAAAATGTCACATAGAAGTTCGAAATTGCATATCTCTTTGTCTCTGATGCGCCTCATTTTAGGGTTGGCCTAATCAAATGAAGTAGTTACTGTTAGTTTGAACCAACCAGATGCTACTTGTAAAATATTAATTATAATAAGGCAAGACCTTGGTATGGCTATGCTCTTTACAAGCAATTAAACATTCTGGTACATCTACAACCATGGCACACAGGTGACACACAAGTTCATTATATAAGTTCAAATCATTCCATTCATCTATAGACTAGACTCCTATGGAACCAAATTTGGGTTCATATCCAGTAACACAGTTTACAAGGGGATCAAATTCTAACAAGTGGCACTTATCCTATCTAGTTCTTAATTATCTTACAATTGCATCAGCAAGGTAAACACACAGTCATGACTATGACAGTCTATGCATTTCCATTATCATCTTTATGCCTTAACAGTATACTAGAAGTACATGTAACCAGATACAAATAAATTATACAGTACCTTGACTAAGTCGTCCCATACTTTGGGGGCGGCTTGAACCTTTTTGGTTGAGTCATTCCACGTCAGACCACTCTTATTGAGGGCGTCTAAAGTAAGATTCATGATGTCTTTCAAAGTCTTCAAGCGGTTTTTGATTTTCTCCTTATTGATCTTCAGGTTGAATTTGGTGTTAATTTCCTCCATTGCTTTCCTGTATGCACTTGCTTTAAAACCACTATCACCCTTCAAACCCTTCAACTGTTGGTCTCGAAGAACTTCAAGAAGAAATGTATCCATCGGCTTCGTCCATGCAAGGTAACAACCATCCATTGCTTTTTCATCATGTTGAACTTCAATGCTTGCATGTTCTCCTAGCATACCATCTAGTTCCATAATTCTCTGTTTACATAAAAAATTTATTACTTGCATATTAAATTATCAGCATAGATACACACAAGCAAGACCACAGGGCATTAATATGCAAAGACATTACTGAAACTATATTGAAGAGCATATCCAATCTTACAGTAATACAGAATAGTAGAAGATTCAGATTGTAATACAAAAGAAAATGAAAAAAAAAAAAAATCACTTGACTATGACTAGCATCTAAGAAGCATTCAGATTGTAATCATGCCACATCTTCAAAGCAATATCATCCCTAATCTCTTCACCTAGCCTATAATTCTCATTCCTAGAACTCGAAATTGACAGTGTGTTACTTTCAATTTTACTATGCATAATTTCCTCATCCACTTGAGCAATTAATTCTTCATCTGGGTCAACTCCCATTAGAGAATTGTGGATAATGCAACATGCCAAGAACACATCCGATACTGTTTCCTCGTCATAATATGGTTCGCTGCCACTAGCTATGATTGGGAACTTCTTTTTAAGTACACCGATAGATCGTTCTACTGCATTTCTTAGGGACGAATGGCGGAGATTAAAGAGCTCTTTTTCATTTTAAGGAGGGTGGATTGAGTACTCCTTGAGGTGGTATCTAACACCACGGTACGGGGTGATGAAAGATGGCGTCAACGCGTAACCAGCGTCAGCTAGATTATACCTACCTATACAATCAAGAAAAAATCACAAGAGATACATTTCCGTGTAGTTTTTAAAAGAAAAATCTCCTTTATATTATTTGTTAAAATCTGGGCAGAGGTGTCATTGTGAACTTCATGATAAGAACCAATTTTAGTTATGTCACAAATACTAAAACTATCATATTGTTGATTGGAAACTTCCACAAAAAATAAAAAAAACTCAGAACTGTATAAATTCAATACCTCGTGGTATCACCAATCTATCGTCTCGACTAAGAGCATCTTGTAGAACTTTTGAATCATGTGCTGATCCTTCCCAACCAGCTAAGACGTACGTAAATTTAAGGTCAAACGTACATGCAACTAAATTTTTATGTGTGGGAAACTGTTTTCGACTTCGGTATCTCTTTACTTCATCTCTTGGAACTTTTACACGGATATGGGTTCCGTCTATGGCACCAACACATTTCTACAAAGAGAAACAATGTGAACAAAATAAGTACATAAACCAATTTCATTTTACTTTGAAATAGAGAGGATTCAAAATATAAGACCTCGGCCTTTTCGCTCGTAACGTTAGTAGTTACTCGCTGGGAGAAAATTTCCCTTGTCTAAGTAGAATCTCATTAGGGATCGGGCCATCATCTTTTGGTTGCACAAGGAACCTATCTTCAAGTGATATCACTGCTCTCAATACCTTAAGGAAGTGGTTGCTAACGGTTGCCAGAGATCGTCTAAAATCGAACTTAATAAGGCGGTTCCTCACGTTGTGAGATAGAACATGCCAAAATTTTGCAACTTGTTCTTCAACACAACTATATTTGTTGTCTGTAAGTCGACCGGTTTCTCAAAGAATGAAACAAAACCTTTCAAAGGCAGCTGTCCCCATGCGTATGATATTACGCGACTCCTGATCATCCCTTAGGTGTTTCATCAACTCATCACGCACTCTTTCTCGTTCGATTTTGGCCTTAGACCGTAGTTATAAGATTTGATTGTCACGCTTCTTAATTTGAATTAAAATAACCAAATACGCGACATATGCAGTTAAGGCAGCAAACACAAATGATCTATACTGTTGTAAAGCATCCATCTTTACCTAAAAGAAAATGAAATCACAAAAAATAATACACATGTTTATTCATGTACCTATCACTAACAAAGTTGCAAACTGAATGAATAACCAGTATCACTATACAGGTCTAGTATGAAACATATGAACATAAGCTCATTATTTTGTTCAAACCGACTTGGATCAGATTATTACCAAATTCTGCCAGCGAAATAATAATCAGTAGCAATTGGAAATTACAGCCAAAATTCTTCATTACTAAAAAAAATTGAATTTCAAATGATCAGTTAGTAAAAAATGCTGCCAGTGATATTGGAGAGAGACCAAACTTTAGTATTGAAAATAAAATTACATAGTTTATCATATATCAGAGATAAGAGCAATTCTATTTAAGTGAAAAATAAAGAAAAGAACATTCTGCTAAATGAATCATCCAATCAAACTAATATACATACCAATGTTCACTCATTCAAAAGAATAAAGAAATTGCTTCAGCTTTTTAGAAAAAAACGAAAATTCAATCTTAACACAGTACATGAAAAAACCCTAATGAGAATTGATGGTCAGAACCATTATTCTTACAAGTACAGCCTTTCATATATATAAACCAGTATAGATTGTTACCAGTATTTATATAAAGTGTACATTTCTTCACATTCTTCTCCATTAAAGAAAGATGAATTTAAATTCGAAAGTTAAGGTGATACATGTGAAAACCAGTATCATGCAGCATCATGCAGTGTAGTAACACTTGTACCTAAATCTATTATTACCAGTACTTATAAATAGATCTAATACAATGTAGTAATGTACAATTTTACACTTAAAAGATAAAATTTATACGGATTATTCAATTATCCGGCTATAATTGATACTGATCTATTTCAGAATACTAGAAAGAGCCAAAACAAACACATAACACCATATCTAGAACAATAATCAAGCAACGAGTCTAAAACTTCATCAAATTCAAAATAATAATAGAATTAAGCTTTAAGATTGTGCAACCATCACAAACAACACAGATCCTGGTTCGTAACAATTAATAGGAACAAAATAAGCACCAATTCCTACTTTATATTTCAAATTTCAATATCAAATTCAGGAAAACCAAGCAAAACATGCAACTAAACGAATTTTACATCCTAAAACGCTATAAGAATTTGGGAGATAAGAAATGAAAAGGATCAAAAACAATTTCAGACCGTATCTAGAAGAAAAATTCAGAAATTATTGCACTAACAATAAAAACCTAGGATAGAAGAAAAAGCAGAGAGGGGGTTTACCTTGAGCTTGGGAAGCTTGATGGCGGAGAGAAGAAGCAGCTACTTGGAATGGAGAAGAAGGATCGGAGAAGAAGGTGCGCGCGTAGAGGAAGATGGATCGGAGAAGAAGGTGCGATCTGAGATCTGATCGAAGACGGGTTTCAATTTTAAGAGGAGAGATCGGAGGGTATTAACGTCTTTTTCCAATCAGCGCATCTGATCTGACTTGTGGGTCCGGAGGCGATCGAAAGGCACCTTCCGAAATCCGACCAAATTTCGACTAAACTCCCACGATTTCAGAGCCTGATAATTTTACGAAAAAATGCGATACAATGAATTTAAATCCAACGTTTTCCTAGATTGTGATCAGGAAATTTTAAAATCACAGGAATTCCGAATCCAATTCCGAGGAGAAAAGTGGATTTTGCTCAGGGCCATACTGCTTTTCCTTGCCTTTACAATTGGAATACACTAGACAGCCTTGAAAATTTTCATACACTGGAAAATCGAGCTCACTTACCTGATAGACTCTCATCTTACTTTACCTGCTGCCCTACTCTTTAGGAACTCTCACTGCCCTACTCTTTATTCTTTAATTGCTTCTTGCTTTGTGAGGGCTACTAAAAATACTTTTAGGGCTACTAACAATCGAAGAGGAGGGTTCCATCCAGTTATGCTTTCTCCTTCTCCTTTCTGCTGACTGAGGGTTGGAGCCTTTCCGAATGAGAATACCTATCCACGGAAGGAAGACGTCATCCCCTTTCCATCATCGCAATAACCAAGCAAGAACTTGACAATCAGCTAGATTCTGCGAGAGTAAAGTAGCCAAGTGGATGGTTGAAAGCTCTCTTTTCATGCTCATTCTGCGGGAAGGAATCCATCTTTTTCAAACGAATTTCTAGGAATCTGAATCAACAACTGCCTCCCCTAGTCGTGTATTGAAAACTCCCAGAAGGGCACTGGACACTTAGCAAGTGTTTGTTTCAAAAAACACTATAAGATTATCCTTTACCGAGTTGCTTTGCTCACTTTGGGGAAGATAGCAGCTTCTTTTTTATTTTAGTATTAGATACGCAAAAAAGTTACTGTTAAGAGAATATTTTCTTAAAGAAAGGAAAAGAGCTCAACGAAAAGCACAGATCTCTCAGGCAAGTCCTCATACAAGCGAAAACATTCACGTTGCGCACCAACATAATCGTATTTTCTTCTTTCACTGAGAAATTAGCACAACCATGACCGATCAACGCATACATACTCTTGTCTTCCAATCTTTCTCTCTTTTTTATTTCGGGTTAGCGTTTTGAAGCTCCAATAATCGTAATTTGCTCCATCCATAAAAGACGGGTTCTGATCTGATTCGATAATGTACTGAACTGCCTTACCAAATGAACGCCAAAATAAAGAGAGCAAAGGATGGGATTTGTATAATGCCGGATCGGCGTCTCAAACGCAAAGTCTAGGGTGGTCTAGGACTGTCCGATCCTTTCTACAAGAAAATCCCCTTTCTTATCATACGAAAAACCAATATCCGAGCCGAGAAAGCCAGCCCCTTTTTCAAAGGGGACGTAAGCCGAAACGTTGAAATAGGTTTCCGCACCTTGCCCAAGCCTAAGCCAATAAGTAGCATCAAAAAAATATGATTCTTTTACTTCATACGCACCTTGGACTTTATCCACAATGAGTTGTCTAGGGCTTCCATTTCCGAGCTCCTTTGAAAGCCGATGTAAATTAAGCTTCATATTCCGCCTCGTTGTTGGAGGGAGGCTCCAACTTCATTGCATATTTTAGACTCATGCTTTCTAGGCATCTAAGGATGAGACCAGCCCCGCTTCATACCGGCCTTGGATGACCAATCCCGACAAGCAAGATCCATACTCTGGTCGGGGTTTTACAAACCTTCCTTAAGCTCGGTCAACACTTTACCTAAACCTCTCACCCTGTAAAAAGAATGATGGTTGAAAAAGCTTACTTCTAGGTCCGTTAGACTAGGGTGCTGGTGCACCGATTGAATATCGTAATTGCATAATCGAAAGAGAAGGAACGGCCTGGGAAAAAAAGCCTTATCTGTAAGGCAGCAGAGAAGCTTCTTCCTGAATTCCCACATTGGGCGTGGGAAGGTCCACCAACAGACATGGAAAAAACCTAAAAGCATTCTTCGCAAGATAAGAGCAAGCAAGTAAGCAGTAAAAGTCCAAGTCTTTTCGCATAGCAGGTCTCTTGGGCAAGTGCTATCGAATGCCTTGTTACTGTTTCGAATAAGCTCTGAACTTACTCAGTGCCATCTTTAGCACAAAAGCAAGGGAGGAATGAATGATCTACGAATGCCGGGCATATTCTCTACAATCGAATAAAGTCCGATTGACTGTTTTGTTTATGCTCAATCCCTTTTCGTTCGGACGAGTAACGTATAATGTGTAGAGTGAAAAGCCCAATCAGGTCCACTTCCACCCGGCGGATAACGGAAAGCTCGTAGTGGGATGCTTGCCCTTTTTCATGTAAAGACAGGTTCTGCTTTATCTTCCAATTCAGAATATTATCTGCTTTGACAGTAGGTACCTTTGCTTTTCTATTATAGAATAAATAGCTAATTGCTTGCCAATATTAGTTGGAGAGACAACACCCGACGAAAGCTCTACTTCATAATATGGCCGGAGAAAGAGCCTGCTATTAGGCCCCAGCCGGACCCTAAAAAAGAGTTGAATAGAATCTGGCTAAGAAAAGCTGAAGAAAGACCGGATCTTCCTTTCGTCGGGCCTAAGGTTTCATAAGGCTCCGCGCCTTATGGAGCTTGGGGGTAGAGAGAGCAATTTCGAGCAGGAGGCATTAAGACTCGAAAAAGGCTCCCGTCCTTGGTAATAGAGATCGAGCAATCACTGACGCCAAAAATAGGTGGAGGAGTCAATGGTACGTCCCTTCTTTATTTGTTTGCATCTCTTAAGCTAGGCCATGCATCCGAAGGAATAGCTTTGCTTTTCTGAAGCAACTGACTGATTACTAGCTCTCGAAGGCATCCTTTATAGCGCGAAGATCGGATCCGGCACATCCTCACAAAAAGAGGTAAGTCAGCTTAAGCCCGGGCGGGGGAGTAAGAGCCTTGCCTTAGTCTTTTAGATTAGCCACGAGCAGGTTAGCCCTAGCAAGAATTCCATTCTTTCACAGACCCAGGCATGGAAGGATGAATCTCGTATGAAGCAAAGCATCTGCCAGGAAGCAATTGACTAAGCGATAGAGTAAGCTAGCCGATTCAATGGAATTCAATAAGCAAAAGAGTTTCGCGCCTTAAGTGTTTTAGTCCCTAAGAGTATGGTACTAGTCCGATCGAGTCAAGTTTTATCGAAACTCGCTCAGCTCCTAAGTAAAGAACCCCAGGATAAGAAAAGATCGTTCCTATGGTTCTAAGCCGGTAGTAGGAAGTGGGCTTTCAATGCTCATTAAATCCCGGAAGGAAGGAGAGTAAGCATACGTCAATGTAGTTGTAACGCATTTCCAGTGTCGTTCGATGCTTTCGCATCTGCCGATTATGATGATGAGCCGTCTAATACACAAATAGATATTGACCCAGTGAGTAACTACGGCATGTTACGAACAAAGTGTCTCTTTGATAGCAAGCCTTGTTCATAGCTCCTACAAACCTAATCTCGTTCCTCCAGTTTGTTTGTGAAGGGCTCGCTTGGGAAAGTCTCGATATATGGATTCAGGCTTATATTGATTACTGCTTCGGTAGTATTCCACATAGTGAGTGGTCTTAGAGAAAGAACTTGTCCAGTCATTTTTCTATGGGAGGAAATTATATCAAAATATATATGCTACCTAATCTGCTCTTTCATCTGGCTGAAAGGATGGTGCCCCGGATCCCACTATTACCTATGCATGTGCAAGAATGCGAGGGCGATCCCCTCAGGGGAAAAGGCTAAGGTAGCAGAGCAAAGGAAGGCAGTAGCAACAAAGGTGAGCAAGGGAATGGAGTCTTACCCCCCCTTTAGTGGAACGCCTATTACTCTTCTACACGTGGACCTATCCAAGCAAGGAGGGACCTCAGCTCAACATGAACCTGTCTTCTTCGACGCGAACTGCTAACCCGTTTGCAACTGAGGCTGAGCTATACAGAATGAAGACCAAGGGATGAAGAATGCACCTCAATGCCAAAAAAATAGTGAAGTGGACCTCGGTTTGGAAGTTTCGAAATGTAAGTAGAGAGTGGTTGCTACCAGATATCATCCACATAAACAAAAACAATGGTGGTATGGAGTGTGCAATGAGGATCATAACTTGAAGAGGCAAAACCAAGGTCAAGTAAAGCTTCACTAAGTTTATGAAACCAAGCACGGGGAGATTGTTTGAGACCATAAGGAGCTTTAGAGATAAGACATACATGATCCGGTCGAGACGAATCAATAAAGCCGGGAGGTTGAGTCATGGAGACATGTTCAGTTAAGTCCCCATGTAGAAAGGCGTTTTGCACATCGAGTTGTCGAATCGGCCATTGGAGAGACACGGCAAGAGAGAGAGAGAACAACTCAAATTGTAGTAGGGCGAACCACCGGGCTAAAAGTATCATGATAAAATCAACACCTTCTTCTTGATGGAATCCTTTGGCAACTAATCGTTCCAAAATAAAGAGCCTTTTTTGCGTGCACATACATACATACATATTTGTTTGTTTGAGGATCGCTTCTTCGTGGTTGGGCTTTCTCTTTTTCATCTTTCGGATAATAATTTTAAAAACAAACAGCAGACTCACTCGACTTTGCTCGGTTTAAAGCAACATTCTCGAGTCTAGAATTGTCTGGGTGGTGCCATGAATTCTTTTTGTGGTAAAGAATAGACTTCATGAAAATCAAGCAAGTACTTGTCCCAGACTTGATTGATTTCAATCAATACCTTTTTGAAATAGGCGATTTCACTCAAGCAAATCCTTGACAGAGACCTGAATGATGTCAAGCAAGTTATTCTTCCAGACTGGATTGCTTTTATTCAATTCCTTCATTTAATAGAGCTTGCTTGTCAGTGCTCCTCAAAGCGAGCGCACGGTAACAGTCTTAGTTTTTACCAGTAGTCGCATTAGGTAAACATGTAAGTAGGAAAGGCAAGATAAGTCAAGTAGCGGTTTATTCGTAATTTATACCATATTCGTACGGAATTTATACCATAGAGTTCAGTGATCCACACCTTCGATCTGCGAGGGATAGGAGCCGGCGGCAGCTTCTACATACGACATTAGTCAATACTAAGCGAGAACCCTATAACTAAACTCGCCACAAAGAGCTCACAACTACGTCTTTTTTCCTACAGAAGAAATAGTAAGAAACTAACCTCAATCAATCTCCACCGCAATACTCATTTTATCTACGCACTACTCCTTCTAAGCGCGTGACTTACGTTTAGGCTGTAGCGCTCTTTGGGGAAAGTTCGTAACAAGCGAGACACTACATTAGTGGCGATAAAGAATAACTACGGTCTTTTGGTTCTACACTAACATTATCCGAAAATCACTGGACTATATTTGTTTAAATAACGAGGAGTCTGGTACCCATATTATTCATTTCTATGCTGTAATTCGTTTAATTGAGTCCGACCCACCGATTCCTTAGGGCAACCCCGTATGTTAATGAAGAAAGGTGATAAACCTACCCGAAATTTCCTTAGAAAAAGAGCTGTACGAACGAGAACTTCTTTCTGTAGCAACGCCACTGAAAAAACGCAAGCAAGATAAGTTGTAACGCAGCCATGTGTGGAGGGAGCAAACCCAACAAGTCTTCTTTCTCGGGATCTTGGTTTTTATCCCCTCCCTGACAATAAACAAGTTTTGAGGCGCGTTCTTTTGTTCGTAACTACTCTTTTCTGTTTTCTCGTAAATGGTGTTGCTAACGCCCTTCGTTTTTGGTGTCAGAAGGAAGGTGGGTATAAAGCCAGGCCTAAGCATAGGGCAAAGACTGAACTCATTTCTCTGTCCTCAAAAGCAAAAAGCAGAGGTCGCAGGTAGGTTACGTAGTCCGTAACCATTAAAGGCTAAAGAACCATCGCATCCTCAACTTTTATTCATCACGACCTTTAAAACATGGATTTATATGAAAGTGAGTGCTTACAAAGTAGTTCGGTATTAAGACAAAGCATAACCTCGGTAAGAGTCTCGCACAGATAAAGGTTGATGACTTAAGTGTGAGGGTGAACGCACAAAGTCCCCAGGTACCACAACCCCAGTGCGGCTGCTCTGTATGCTTTTTGTTGGATTATCTGCTTTCTTAACATTATCTTGATGCTAGAAGATAAAGTAAAGAACTTATGCCCAGCACTACCTTTTCATCTATAAATATATAATATTTGAATAAGTAGTAGGCCCATAACGTAATTTGAGAGTTTGGCAAGGTAGGACAACACTTCTGAGGGCTGGGTAGGCTGGTAGGAACTAAGACTTTGTGATAGGAAAGGATACGTTTGTGATAGGAAAGGTTACGGTTAACTTAGACTTTATCATGGATCATGGCGTAGATGAGGTTTGGCCAATAGGAGAAGGAAAAGAAGAACTCCCTTCACGAGAAGAAATCCAAGAGCTAACTGTATGTATAACCGCGTTATTGTACTTAGGGGAAGACATCTATTTAGTAGCTTTATACCACATGTTAGGCTGTCTTTGGACTCTCTAGGCTGCTTACTAATGAATGCCTTTCGAACTACTCCCTCTATGCCAGAAGTACAACAATCTGCATTTATCAATAACCAGCTATCCTCTTAACCTCTCTTTTCCTAGAAATGGAGTACTCAAAGGCTTGCATCAGGAAAGGCTTGCTCTATATTCAGTACTTGCATTCTCTTTTCTTTGACCATGGACAATGAAAGGGCATAGATATTTTCTTCATTAGCTTACGTGATGAGGTGATACAATGGAATAGAGTTCATTAAGATACGTCAAAGATGATGGGCTTTCATTAAGTATATAATAACTATAGAAATATCCTCGTGCAGAATTTCCACATAGATCTCTGAGTCAGGCAGATAAGTACTGTATCCTAATTGCTTATCCAAGAAAAAGGAAGAAAGCAGAATCTTGGCCAGATGCGCTTTCGCACTACAAGGGTCAAGAGTGTCGCTCTACAGACGAAAGTGCCTGTCTTCCTTCACGCCTCACCTGGGTTTGGCACCTTTTTCTTTGAAGTTAAGTAAGTAAGTGGCCGGAGATAGATGGACCATCTAATCCAATGTGAAGTGGGCAATTGCATTCCTCATTAAAAACGTAGTAGCGAGCAAGCGATTGAGGGGAGCCATCCGTGGAGAAGATTGTTGTAAAAGGCAGTACGCGAGGCAGCCGAATAAGTTACATCTAAAGCGTGAGAGAAATCCAGACTATTTCAAATGCTAGGAAAGTGACATCGACAAACGAAACAGCCTATTAAGAAGTTGACCTTATTTATTAGAGGATAGCCACCTCTTTCTCCAGTCAACCTTCATGGGACCTCGCTGTGCCAGCCAATCCAGGCCTAGTATGAGGTCAGAACCCTGCACATCCAGTAATCTGAGATCACTCTTCAAATCAATGCCTTTTATGCCAAACTGCGCCCCTTTACAGAGAATCTGTCACTATCTTTTCACCATTTGCCACCATCACACACATAGGGGTAGTTTTGGAAATGTGAAATTCAGTGCCTTGCAAGATGGCCAGGGCAACAAAACTATGAGTGGAACTGCTATCTATAAGTGCATAGATTGGAGTGTTTCCGAGCTAGCGCCCTGGATTTTCATGGAAAAACGTGAGTGGGGGTTCCCGTATGTAGCATGCATGCATCGAAACCAATCCTTCTTCAGCTTCCACAATCTCCTCAGGCACATGGCCAGAGAAGGGAAGTAAGGAAGAGTATACGGAAAAGATATAAGTCAAGGTGGGGCTAAGACCTCTAAGTCAACGACTGAGGTTCTAAGGGGAGTATTTTGGAATGCTGCTGTATTTTATTTCTAAACCATTGAGTCGTAAATGACCTATTTAGTTAAGGATGAAATATTGATTTATATTCCATTATACCCTTCTTCCAGCGAAGTGCTTTAACTCTCTGGCATCTACCCTCTCTTCCAATCAAGTATCTAGAGAAGGTAGCGAGCCTTTTGAGGTATGGCCAGATAGCGCCATATAGTCTTTACCCGAATGCTTTAATTTCTGACCTCACAGGTCTAAAATAAATAGACTCTCCTATCCGCTTAAGGTTATCTATGCCCTCATACATTGATTGCTATACAGAATTTAGCATAAAGTACTTGAATATTGATAATTATTCTGAGGCTGAGAGAGCAAGTAACTTAATGAAGCAAGACTTCGAAGAAAAGGAGAGAATAAGTGTTTAAAGTCGTAGTTGATAAAGTATCAAGTAGAGAAGTTCTTCCTAGCTTCTTTTCCAGCAAGAAAACGTAAACATTCAATACGACCCACATCTATTCCTTCTTCTCACTTACGTCTTGACTAGAGCTTTCCTACTTCACATAACTTAAAGGCATCCATAGACATATCAATTAAAAAAAAGATTGGGAATACACGGGGTGATCTAAAAGGACTCGACACAAAGGTAAAAGCATTTCCACTATATTACTACTTCCTATCCTAAGCTTAAAGGCTTGACTCATCCTACACTTAACTAACTATATTATTCTTTAATAAACCGGCTATTAGCCGGCACAACACTCCTTTGAAGGCATAGCTCAAAGACGCATTCGACTTTCGCTTTCGAACATATATTACTGGCCTCTAACCAAGATTGACCGATACGCTCATTAGGGAACTTAGGCACTCGGAGAACCTACGAAGACAGGATAGTCAGCAACGGGTTACACCGAGATCAATCTAGAACAACTCACTTAACACTATACTTTCCACTAAAGAGGGGAATCCCCTTTTTCTTTTGGCTTATTCCATGCGATCTTCTACTTGGTTAACCCAGACCCCTTTTAGTAATATCCTTCGTTCTTTCTCCGGCTTCGGTTGAACTGGCAACCTACTTTCCAACGGGTGAGTACCCGACCGTCTTTCCTTACTTTCAAAGCAAAGTCAGCCACTTCCTTTCGCTTCGCTCAAGTGACCTTTTCTTTTAGTAAAGCATATTCTAACCTTTCCGGATTCAGTTTATCTTTCGGGGTCATCCTTCCTGCAGCTTCTTTTGAAGCCTATGTTCCGGTTTCGGGGGACACCCGCTATTTCATCTTTTTTTCTACTTTAATATTTTTTCGAAGTAAAGCCTACATACACCTCCTGTCCTTCTACCGGGTCCGCTCATTGGTAAGCTAAGAACATGAAGTTCCATTGCCAGTCTGAATTAGGACTTCTTTCTTTCTTTTCTTCTGTGACTTCTACCTCAAATCCCTAGGACTATTACTAGACTTTGCAACAGCTATTACGCATTCCGCCCTCGCAAGGCTACTATTGGTTCGAGAAAATCCGTCGGTCTGAGTTAGAGAAAAAAGTATTCTCTCCCCAATAAAGTCGGGTAGGGGCAGACTTACGGCATACTATCTTTTTCACACAAAAGAGCTTGTGTTCTAATCCCGTACATTCACCTAATTCACTAACGTTATCGACCGCAATCGAGCAAATACCAATAAGACATTGATCTCTTTGGCTCTGTCCTTTGTTTTTAGGCTACTGCAACAAAGGTCTTTTTCATCTCTTTGGCTAGACCAAATGAAGAAGCGACCAAAGAGCGGGTCTTTCAGCAGATTGAGACTACTTTTAGGTGCAGTCGAGTAGCTATTGCTGCGTCAAGAAAGAAGACCGAAGTATCCTACTTACTTATATGTCCAGATAGAACTGCATCCAGGACTACTTTGGGCCAATGCTCTGGCTCTATTGTCAAATAAGATGCCCGCCAATCAGTTCACCCAGTTGTTCAGCTTTTGCGTCGATAGACCCAAAAAAGGAAAGGAAAAGGAAATAGGAATGGGATAATAAAGCATCTATCTGGTTAAGGCATAGGTGCTGGTGCTTATCAACTTCGATATGATTCTTTATAAAGATTCTTTTTTCTTTCATAGTAGAAGGCGTGCATCCTTTTACCCAGCCATTTTTCGGTCCTGCGTAGGTGACGAACTGCCGTCCGTCCTGGTTCACGACTGCGCTTGCTTCCTCGAAGAAGTAGAATATTCGGGGAGAGCGACCTCGATCTCGTGTTCCACTGCCGCCTCTTAAAAATATGCTGCGTCTGGAAACAATTTATCCAACATCTCGCCTTTTCTCGAAAAAAATATGACTTACTTCTCTCTGGACTAGCTTCTTGCAATCCAACTCACTTCTTTGTCACACTTGGCAACGACTTAACACCACAATTGCTTCCGACATCAGAAGAACCGAAAATCAGAGATTTCTACTTATACGACAATACGTTCTTCTTATCTGAGGGTAGCTTTACAAGGGAAGGAGTTTCGCAACATAGGTGTGTCGTAAAGGAGATGGCCCACCCACGTGGGGGGCTGCGATAATATAGAGAGGTGGGTCCTTATACTGAAAGTGTTAAGATACTTTACTTAATGCGGCGGGAAAACTCGGAAGAGTAGGATGTCGCGCATTAGCTGTGCATCTGAATGACTAGTCGCAGATCGGTTGTATGCTGGAAAGATTCTTTATCCCTTAAGTGATGAATTCGCCATAGAAACCAACTCTGAAAATGAAATATCTTTTTTTCCTGCGAAATCAAGAGTAAATTCAGTAGGCCGACCTCGATCGATCGCCAGACTTGATCACACGCAGGGGTATCTGTCTAATAGTTAAGGGGTCCCATGGAAAAAAGGGGAAGCGTGCACCGGCTACCTGAATCTCACGGCGGGCTACAGAGTAGTCCCTCCATGGGAAAGAACCAAGAAAGGAAGGAGTCTTCTGTGGTTCGTAACGTTATAAGAGAGAGTAACTACAAAAGAGTTCTACACTACGGCATGAGAGATACACGTAGGCACGATCAAGTCACTACGGCACGTTACGGCACCAAAGCAAGGCGCGTGCGGCAAGGTGCTCAGGTAAAGACTAAGCTTAGTCGGATGACTCCCAAAAACATTAGTTTAAAATAAAGAAGAAATTCCACCCGGTCAAAGAAGGGATTTAGATGTTCCGAGGGGAAGTCCAGAGAGGTGAAACAAACCTATCTACGAGATGGCATGCCTTGCAAAGAAAGTGAGCCGAGGATTTATTTTGGTATCAGAGCACACCTACAAACTCCCAAATCCTTCGATTGAGCTTTCCTAATCTATAGAAAACAGCTTAGCCAAAATAATGAAAATTTGAAGCCCTTAATGTTGTTTCATTTGCTGATTTGGTTAAGGCAACCGGTTGCAATAAGGGATTGTAGTCCTTGCTTCTTTTTACAGTTATCACTTGTCTAATAAAAAGCATATGAACCTTCATCAATAAGCTCAGTAGGGGCGTGGTGACCCCAGTTCAGATCTGCTAATGGATGCGAATGAAGACATGCTATCTGCCTGAGTGGACCCAGCAGTTACGAAAAGATTTGAATTTTCTGCATTATCACTGCATATGCTTTATAGTTAATACTCTTCTTGAGTAAATAAGAAAAAAAAAATGAAGTTGAGAAAGCTTCGCCCTTTCTTTCATGAGGAACCCAAGCAAGTGATCTAAGAGGGAAAGTATCGGAAGAAGAGTTTCTGCAAACAAACCTCGATTTGTAGGGCAAGAAGACAGGCTAGAAAGATGTTTAACACAGGAAGTCTGTGGTCACAATCAAAAAAGAAATTACTAATTTGTCTGGAATGTTCCGACATTTTCAACAAATAAAGTATAAAGGTCGGTCAAGCTTAATTCTTCTTTTGTTACACAATGTGAGGATTCTATATAAGGGAGAGTATTACGAGGAATCGTAAGTGGGAACTTTGATTCGGTTGTTTTTCTTTTTTCGTATTTTGAGGATACGTGATAATCGCATATCCAGTCGTATTTTTTTCCAGTTTTGCTATTTTCCTTTTTAGAGCGGCCCTCACAAAACGCCTGATAGGACTTGAGGCCTCCATCAGAGTCGAATTCCAAATATGACCCGCGGGTTCATAACTCACTGTTTCAGTCTAAGAACAAAAGTGGTAAAAAGCCAAAAGTAATGGGGAAGCTTCTTCATCATCAGTGAGCTCAAGAAGTTCTTCCACACTGATGGGCTCGCAAGGATTCAAAGCCATTACAGGACAGGCTTACTCACCAAAAAAGCACTTTACCACTATATTTTTATTGTTATATCATTCCTTACTGAAAGTCCTAAGAATGGAATACCGAAAGCGGTTACTGGCGCTGTTACGACTCTGCAGACAAGCTCTGTTGGCGCATATCGTGATCTGAAAGCCGTTCCCTTACTTCAAGACTGAAGGCTGTTGTCGATGTTGCAGTTACTGGCGCAACATCCGTTGCTGATCTATATTAAAACAGATTTTGTACTAATAGCGGCTGTTCCTGAAGAAAGGAGCATTTCTCTATCCGCATGTCGTCCAGTGGGAGTCTGTCTTCCTGTGGGAAATTCCGTACTTCCAACCACCATGGAAAGCGGGGAGGAGGAGAAAAAATAAAAGCACCCTCTCTATGATAAACGTTGGACTTTCTCTCGAGCAGTGATAAAAAAATAGCTGCTCCCACATCTATTTCAGGAGGGGAAGAGTTCCCGGGGTTTCGGGATAAGAGGTGCGTAGACTATCCCGTAGTATCCAATCCCGGTCAATCCACTCAATTGCTAATCCAGCAGCTGAGAAGTGAAAATGCCTTTTGTGTGGCCCAATCAGTGAGAGTACACTCTCTCTCACGAACTGTAACCTCATCCTTTTAATTAAGGGTCTCAATTTCTAACCGTGATTGCAAGCAAGGGAAAGGAACTATAAGAGGAATTTTCTGGGGTGCGGAGTACTTGTCTGGGTATCGGCCTTTCTTGTTCCCGATTTGATTTGCTGAACTTACTAAAATGGAAATGCTCAAACTATATCCCCTCTCTTAATGCACCTACTTGTATGAAAGAATCATCCCACTTTCCATATATCTACTCCATTGCTAATTCTTTTCCTTGCCAATAAGGTATGGTATTTGAATACCGCACTTCTTTTCAAGCTGTTTTTAATAACCTTCATCTCATTCCCTTGCTTGCCCATCGCTTGGCTTGGCTTTTTGTCGATACACTACTAAATGCGCAGAGCTACGTTACTCGAGAGATACATGTAGGCCTTGTTACTAAAGGTAGTTACTCGTTGCAAGAAAACCTTCTTCTCTTATTCAGTTTCTACGCCCTGAGCTTACTACCTAGTCAAGTGCCTTAAGGGAAAGACCACTCCTGCATTCGTATTTGCGAGAGGTAGGATGATATTGAAGCTCCCAACGGAAGATAGAATCCAAGCACTTTATGTCCTACTCATAGCTTGCTTTTTCTTCCCCCCCTTTTTATTTATTTGGTCAGCTGCATTAATTATGTGCCTTGGATGGATCCTCTCTTCCTCGGTCCACAATCAAATTTCGTATTAATCAAAGTCAAAATGAGGAGCGATCGCTCTCTCTACTCTACCTAGAAACTACTACAGTGGCACTCCCACTTTCTTCCGGTATCTAATTATCCTTACTTATGGCAGGATATGGACAGAGCCTATATTTACACCGCTTTTCTATGTGATCCGACCTAAAAGTATTACCAACTGACAGGAGAGAGAGGCGTCGGATTGAACCGAGCAGTAAAAAACACCTACGATTTTTACTCAGGGGCCCTGGTATATTCTTTGTTACGCAGAAGGTAAGTTTCAAGTCAAAGGCATAGTCAAGGAGGCAGAGTGAAACTCAAATTAGTGGGCTTTATCGTTTCAAACACAACTCATATACTGCTTTTCACGCCACCCTTAAATGCAATCGGATTTCCCTCGGTAACAGACAAGGTGCGTAGATAGAAGCAAGTGAGACTAGCTCGATGGAAGACGAAACAACTTGCAACGTAAACAAGCTTGTAATAGAACTGACTTCTTGTGGCTTTACCTACGGAGAAGACCAAGCTAGGGAAAAACATTACTATATAAGCGCAATGAAAGACCTAACTACATAAGCAAGGCGCGGAGCGTCCTCGTTTCTGGATAACTCGAATTATGCGAACTTCTGATTTCTCGATATAACGACTTTTCTTGCTTTTCTTTACTTATACAACTTAGCATATTCAGTTATTTTTATTAAACAATTATTCCTTTACTTTCTTTATAAACTCCTTCCCAAAACTCGTACTTACTACTGTCAAACTCACCTAACTTCTTGATCCTTACTACTTTCTTGTACTCATATTCTGAATGCTTTGATCTAAGATGGAAAGGACCTTGATTTGCTTATTCGATTTGTAGACAACTACACTTCGAGTTCTTTCAATAAGCTTGGGAGGTGAGCCTAAACTCATAGGAAAGCAAAAACTACTCCAGAAGTAACTAATTGAGGAGAAACTTCTCTACTTGCTGTAGTATAACTACACGTAAAAAGACACTACTATTAGTTATGAAAGAAGGTCAACCTAGTTATGAAAGAGGGTCAAGGGTTACCACTTGCTGAACTGGATACACGTAATTCTTCTTTTTTTTTTGAAGCAAAGTAGCCTGAGGTAGGCCACCAATGAATATAAAAGAGAAGGTTCAAGATACAACAAAAACTAAAAGCTAAAAGAAACAACCCTTCTATAAGCTTAAGGCTTAATTCTAAGGAAGGGTTGAGAGAGCAAAAAAGAAAATCGACTCAGTCAGTAAAAGCAACACCAAACAGCACAATAACCCACAAGCACATACACAAGCACACAGACACAAAACAAGTAAAACTAAGTCAATCCCCAATTAGTACTCAAAAGCATGAAGACGAAGAAACTGCAAGCTGGCTTTTGAGCAATCATAGTGCTTCTTTAAGCATCTGATGTAGCATCAGTGACATGCCCCTCAGAAGTGTTGCTTTGATTTTCTCTCCTCTGGTGAGCCGCCAGATCCCTTCACCTCTCTTCCAATTCAGCTCCAAAACCTGTCCAAAAACGAAATTGGCAAAGAAAGGGTGTTCAAAAATATGGTATGTGAGTTTAAGCCAGTTGTATTCTTGAAGGCTCTTTTGTTCCTCTCCAACCATATGTTCCAACACAGAGCAGCTAGAATGGTTTTAGCATATCTCTTTTCCTTATTGATAAGTTCATTTGTGCTATTCCATATAGAGGCTAAGTTAGTACAATCCAAATGTATGTTCCTTAGGTTGAACATGTTAAAACTCACCCAAGAATCTCTTACAAAGGAACAATTAACAAACAAATGATCGACACTCTCAGCATCATTGCAAAAGTAGCACTTGTTGGGTCCACACCAACCCCCAATTTCTTTTTTACTACAAACTACATCCCAATTCACCAAACTGTATTTCCTATTCTCATTCCCTTGACAGGACCCCCAAAGAAAGTCTCTTCTTATTTTTTCAATTTGAGCTATTACCCAGTTTGGAAATTTGAAGTAAGAGAGATAGTAGATAGGCAGAGCAGAGAGTACTGAGTTAACTAAGGTGACTCTCCCTCCTAAAGAAAATAAATTACCCTTCCACTTAGCAAGCTTGCTCTTTACTTTATATAATAATAATCTCCAATCATTCTTAGTGGTTTTCTCCCTATTAAGAGGGATACCAAGATATTTAATGGATAAATTGCTAACTTTGCATTGAAGAAGGTTAGCAATTTGGGAGGTCTCATCAGAGGACAGATTCAAAGGGACAATTTCAGACTTAGCAAAATTGATTTTGAGCCCTGACAAGTGCTCAAATAAAATTAAAGTCCATTTCTTTTTTTCTATCATTAGTAAATCATGTCTCAAAAAAAGAAGAGTATCATCAGCATACTGAAGCTGAATCACCTTCTTTCCGGAAGATAGATTAGATCCTAACCCCTGAAAATGATTTTTCTTGGTCCCTTGCTCAATAATTTTTGAAAGACCTTCTGCAGCTAGAATAAAAAGATAGGGGGAGATGGGATCCCCCTGTCTCAGGCCTTTTTGACATTCAAAGTAGGGACCAAGATTGCCATTTATCCTAACAGCTGCTTTACTTCCTATGAGCAATTTTTTCATCCAACTAATCCAAGTGACCCCTCTGCCTAAGAGAATCAAACAGAAAATCCCAATTCACATGGTCAAAAGCTTTTTAAAAATCTAACTTGAAAAGCAAACCTTTTTCTTTGTGGCAATGTATGTCATGAAGAATTTCATGAGCAGCCACAACCCCTTCCAAAATATACCTTCGGCACTCTGACTAGGTTGTATTATCCTATTTAAAACTGGAGACATTCTGTTTGCTAAAACTTTAGTGAATAACTTATAACTACAATTCAGCAAACTGATAGGTCTAAAGTCTCCAATTCTAGAGGCATCTGTAACCTTGGGGATAAGGCAAATAATTGCCTTATTGAAACAGGAAATATAAAGTTTATTATTGTAGAAATCAGAAAAGAGTTATAAAATATCTCCTTTTACTAAAGCCCAAAATTGTTGATAAAAGAGAGTGGAGAAGCCATCTGGTCCTGGAGTTTTATCAGGACTCATCTGAAATACAGCTTTTCTTATCTCTTCTTCAGAAAAGGGTTGGCAAAGGTTAAGATTTTCCTCTTCTGAAACCTTTTCATTGTTCTCCCAAATCTGATCAGCTAATCTAACTATAGTAGGAGTAGAGGAAAAAAACAAATCCTTAAAGTAGTTCAAAACATACTGCTGAATTTGAGAGGAGTCTCTAATTTCTCTTACTCCTATTACCATATGGGTGATAAGGTTTTTATTTTTCCTGATTGTGGCTACTCTATGAAAGAATTTAGTATTTGCATCCCCCTCAAAGAGCCAAGTCAATTTGGATCTTTGTTTCCACATCACGTCTTCTCTTTGGTAGATGTCATATAATTCTTTCTTAGAATTTAAAAAATAATCAAATTCATCCTGGTCTAAAACTCTATCTTCTAGTATATCTTCCCAGTTCTTGATATTAGAGATTAGTAGCTGCTTCTTATCTCTAATCTCCTTACCAATATTCCTACTCCAGCCTGTTAACTTATTGCTAATGAAAGAAGTTTTAATGTCCCAATTATAGGCTTTATTAAAACCCAAGTTAACTTGAGGCCACCAATTGTTAAGTCTAACTATTAAATATTCTTGTTTAAACCAAACTTTCTCAAATTTGAAGGTGTTACCCATTATTCTAGTCCTAGAGCCAGCATCTCAAACTATAGGGGAGTGGTCAGAGAAAGTCTTAGCCAAGCTGTAAGTATAAGTGTTAGAGTTTATATCTAACCACTCTTGGTTGACAAAAAACCTATCCAAGCAGGCAAATTGTCTGCTATTACCTCCTCTGGCCCAGGAGAATTTCCTCTCAAGGGCTCTAAAGTCTAGAAGATTTAAATTCTCTATCCAATTATTGAATTTGTTAATATTTCTAACATAAAAGGAAAGACCTCTCTTTTCCCTCCTATTTCTGATGATGTTAAAATCACCAAAAATAACCCAGGGCCCTGTAATAGTATTTCCCCAAGAGTTTCACTCATTCCAATATGCTTGTTTTCTATTAGCTAGCACAGGTCCATATAAAGTGGTAAAATAGAAAACTTTGTTACTGATCCTATGTGAAAGATTAGCTGTTATGGAGAAAGTCTCAACACTCCAGCTAATCAGATTCAAAATATTGGAGTTATACCCCAATAACACACCTCCAGAGGTACCAACTGCTGGTATATATTTCCAGGAGAATCCAGAGCCTAGAGCATTTAGAGACCTAGAGACAAATTTTGCTTTCTTGGTCTCTTGTATGCCTATGATCTCTATGTTCTCTTGTTGTATAACCTCAGAAATGTACCTCCTTTTACTACAAGTTCCTAAACCTCTAGCATTCCAACTAAGTATCCTCATTGGATAACTGAGGTACCAACCCTATTACTATCACCTACACAATTGTTCAAATCATTGAAGGCTCCTTGTAAGACAGTAATGAGCTTATTGGCATTCCAGTTTCTTATTTCCTTGACAGAAGCTATTCTTTAATCTAAGGAATTTCCTAATGAGATGCCTAAATCATCACACAATTCAAGGAGTTGTTCATCATTCAAACTACTATAAGGAGTGAAGAAGTGTGAGTTGTTACCTGGAGGGATGTCAGGTGGGCTGGGAGTTGCTGCAGTCTCTTCAGCCACTATGTTTGTCTCTCCATTATCCAGCTCTAGGCCCTCTCCTCCCAATTCCAAGTCAGCTTCAGCCAACTTGCTCTTCTTTCCAACATTCTCCTCTGCAGGCATAGCTCTGGCCCTCTTCTGTGGGGTGGAGACACTCACTTCTGGGCTTATTTCTGCTCCTCCTTTGGCCTGTCTCCCCTCAGCCTCCCTTCTAACTTTCAGTTGAGCAGTTAGTGCTCTGTTCCTTGCCTCTAATAGCTCCATCTGAGAGAGGAGCTCATTCCTAGATAGTTCCCTACCAGAGTTAGGGATACCTCTGCTATGCATCTGCTCAGCCCTGTCAGGAATAACTGTTCTCTGTCCCTTGTCAGGGCCCTCAATAATCATGTTTCTAAGCATCCCTTGATTGACCAATTTTTCTAAAAGAACTGTCCACCTGATAAATATCACAGGCATACGTTTTTCCTTGCTCCACTGTCCAGTTCTCATCCTCTATGTTATCTGAAGCAATGTGAGCTATTGGTTCAGATGAGGGATTTGGCAGTATTTCAATGCTCTCCTCCTTGCCTACATACAACTAGGAAATCCAATGCATCCTTTCCAAACAATCCAAATGTTAACGAAGGACTAATCTCTCAGCATATGGGACTCTTCAATCCCTCCGTTCCAGTATATTGTGAGGAGCACCGTAGCTATGACCAGAAATCCTTTAGAGTCTCGTGTTTATAGGCGAGTTCACTCGCTGGGTTTTAGTGTCGGGTACGACTTCTGGGGTGTGTTTTGATCGATGAGACATAAGTAGTAAAAAAGACGGATTCTTTGGGATATGCAGTATAGGCATACGCGGATGACCCTCCTATTTAAATCTGCTAGGTCGGGGTATTATAGAGCTCGGAATTCTTCTTTTCCATAGCACGTAATTGGGAATTGAAAGAGAGCCGAGGACTATATAATAGAATATAAAAGTGCCTGGCTTTCTTTGCGGTCAAAAGATGTTTTCCAAGTTTGTGTAGCCTATGTGAAGCAAGCCTACACTTGGTGAGTCATTTCCGTGTTTTTGGTTTCGCCCGGTACCCACATGACAAGTGAAGCATTTCTTCTCTTCTGGGAAGGGTTCGGCAAGTGAGTACGGTGATTGAAATGTGGGGTTCTTGCCTGATTGATTGGATTTGTGGGTCTTCTTATTCGTACAGTAGGTTCTTTTACAGATAAGGTTTATTCTTTCTCGTCGTCCTAATGCATGAGGTTTAATTCGAAATTCTATAAATTCAATGCCTGCGAATCGATCACTTCAAGGGACACAGCACTCCCTTGGGGCAAGCCTACGCCTTTATTCCCACCTACACTTTTATTTCCCTACGTCTTATCGCCCGGACAAGCCAAGAACTAAGAGTTTCCTCGCTCGCTTGTTATATGATGTTCTTCATTCTGCTTTCTTTTTGATTTCTATTTTCTTGATTGTCTTTTCGCGCCTGCCTGCCTTTCAAGGCTTCGTTGTCTACCGGCATCAAGATGAATCTTCACAAGTAGACGACTCCGGAATGGATAATGGAATAACCCGCTTGCTGAGGAGGGAAGGTAGCTAAAAGAATAGGTTGAGTTTAATATCCATCCCTGCATTCATTCTGCTTAGCCCAGCATGCATCTCCGTCAAGGCTACTCAAAGTATTCTCTTTGGTCTCACCCCTTCACCCTTTTTTACCACCACACCAGTACCGCCTGGTTCGTACATGCGCTCATCCCAACGCTCTGATTCTTCTTCCATTCCGTGCCACGTTCACACCCCGACAAGAGAAGGAAGCAATGAACTAGAACGAAGGTTTTATATTTACTTATTTATTAAATCATGCAAGAACTACAACTATTAATATTTCCATTTGCTATTCTTCCTATTCCCATTAGGGGTGTTTCGGCATACAAGAAATGGAGTTGGTATAATTCACTAGTTCCTTACAAAGAGAAGGTTTTCACTGACCATAGAGTTGGAAATGAAAGCACCACTAGAACATGACTTTTTCACCTACGGCGGGCTATGATTTTCCTACTACACTCTCTCTGAATATACTATATCATAGGAATGGTCTAAGGACACCAATCAATAAATACACGGCGAGTAGAGTGGAAAGGAGAATAGCGAGAAAAATGAAATGACTGACCGAGGGGACTGGAATGAATGGGAAGTTGATAGGCAAGGGAATAGAGAGGTCTAACTTGAAGTGAATGAAGTGGGCATAAAAGATTATATAGGTATCATCCCTCGCCACATTATCGTAAATAGTTAGGATTTCTACTTCGCACTACCGATTCTATATTTATTTCCCTTTTTGGTACTTGGAAAACTCAGACCGGGCCCGTCTAGGCTACGCCCTCTATTTTCCAATTGCTTTAGCCTTGTGGCACGAGTTTGGTGTTAAGCAAGCAGTATCCGGTGGTCGGTGCCTAAACATCTTTCTATCTGTTTAGTATATAAATAAATAAGTAAAATAAAAAACACTAAACTTGGAAACCCGTTCATACCTATTCTTCAAAACATTCTTCATGCCCCTCACATTACCAAGAATTTACTTAGTATTTATCATCTCCCTATAAGCTACGCTACCCAGCCAGCCTACTTCTAAATCGATCTTCTTACTATATGAAAAAAGACAGAGCACACTGGGCCGGGCGGCGATGAAGAAGCCAAACAGACTGGTGTTTTTTCGGGTAATTAACTCGAGTTTGAACCCAGGACCATACGCTCATCATTTTTATTCTCAATCTACACCTCGTTCCGCGAGATACCTATCTTCCTATTCCAGGCATCCCTTGCTAACAAGCCTAGCTCTATTATATCTATCACAAAGGGCCGTTACTACTACCTATCAGCTTACTCAACCTACCCCTCCTAGTAGCTAACCTTTGAAAAGCCTATTTTGTTCGAGATTTGGGCTTTAGCTTTCATGTATTTATTTTTCTATGGTAGAGGTGGTGCCTTCAGTAATTTTCAATCGATATCCCAATTTTCTCAATTATGCAGAAAGATACCTCTTTTTACTTAATTTATCTGCCGGATGGCTCGGTACCGAGACCTGTTTGTGAGGCTCTTCCACTTTTTCCCACACAGATAAATTCCTCTACACTCATTTCTCATGGGCATATTTATTCATCCGGGTTTTAGCTTTTACTTAACCTTAAGCTGTTACAAGACCAGCTGTTTATTCCTCAATTCCGTATTCACTGATTAACCTTCACGGGTGCCCAGAGGTAAGTGAATAGGATCATACCCATATACTGCCTAGAATGGTGTAATACCAAATGAACTGTGAAATTTCGTATTGTACCCACAGTGAAGCTAATGCAAGCCAACTCAGGTGTGTTTCTGTTGAAATGCCATGCTCCTGAGCCTTTCACACACTGATTAACACGTTCACTCTGTCGCTTTTAGGATGATAGGGAGTGGACATCTAATATGGTAAGCCCTATTCTTTCCATAATTGCTCTACAAAAATAGCTTTTTCACACGCGGATCTGTTACAATATCACATGGCAGTGCAATAAAAATGGTAACCAACCGGATGAGAGAGAGAAAATGGGCATACTTTGAGAGCCTATCAACTACAGTTAGAATGAAATATCCTCACTCATTGTTTTTTCAAGTCTATTATGAAATAGAAAGACTTTGCCTGTATTGGTAAGGGCACATGCTCACCTTTGGTTAGTTCACATACTCGCACATAAATGTGCACCTTCTCCTTAATACGTGGCCCATAGAACAGTGCCTTTACTCTCACATAGGTACCCAGAGTGACCACCAATGCTTGAGTTATGTACTTCCTGCAGCAGTTTATGTCTCCACAGGTGGCTATTACCAACACAGATTTTCTTCTTGTACCTGAGTAACTCCTTATGCATAGAGTACTTCTCAGTGTATAATTCACCATTTTCCCACTTCTGTTTGAGATCTTGTATCCACTCATCCCCTTCATAGCTTTGTTTCAGTTCATTAACCCAAGCTGGCACTAATTCACTCACTGCATGTAACTCAATTTCATCTTCATGTCCTTCTCTTCTTGACACAGCGTCAGCCACAACATGTTCACTGCCCTTCTTGTATTCAATTTTGTAATCAAGGCCTAGGAGTTTGCACAGCCCCTTGTGTTGCATAGTAGTATGAATTCTTTGCTCTAGGAGGTATTTGAGGCTAATTTGATCTGTCTTAATGAAAAATGTACCCCCATCAAATAATGCCTCCACTTACTGACTGCAGTTAGAAGTGCAAGTAGTTCCTTTTCATAGGTTGACAGTCCCCCTGATTTTACACCCAAACTCTTGCTGATAAAAGCCAAGGGCCTCCCTTCTTGCATAAAAACTGCTCCTATTCCCTTGTCACAAGCATAAGTCTCTACTGTGAATGGTTTGCTGAAGTCAGGCATGGCAAGGACAGGAGCTTGTATCATGGCTTGTTTCAATTGGTGGAAAGCTGCTTCAGCCTCTTCATTCCACTTGAATGAGTTCTTCTTAAGCTGTTCAGTAAGTGGTTTACTGATGATTCCATAGTTTTTGATGAATTTTCTGTAGTAACCAGTGAGACCAAGGAAACCCCGGAGATCTCTCACATTTTGAGGTCTGGGCCAGTTAGACACGGCTTCAATTTTCTTAGAATCAGTGGCTACTCCCTTGTGAGAGATGACATGGCCAAGGTATTCAATTTCATGCAACCCAAAAGCACACTTAGACCTCTTTGCATAGAGCTGGTGGGCATTCGCATTCATCAATTCAAACACTGCTGTTAAGTGTTGAATATGCTGCTCAGTGTCTGAGCTGAATACCAGAATATCATCAAAGAAGACAAGGGAAAATTTCCTCAAGTAAGGCTTAAACACTTTGTTCATGAGGGCCTGGAAAGTAGCTGGAGCATTTGTGAGGCCAAATGGCATCACAGTGTATTCAGAATGCCCCTCATGGGTTCTGAAGGCAGTTTTTGGTATGTCTTCTGGTCTCATTCTGATTTGATAATATCCAGACCTTAGATCAATCTTTGATAAAACTTTGGAACCATCATCTTTGATTCACTTTTGAATCGATCTGTCTTGACGTCAGGGACTCGCCTGAAAAAGAAACTTCGCCCCAGTAACGGTAGGGGAGATATGAGGGAGTTGCGTTACATCGCCCCGGGGGGATATGTTATCAGTGTTCAGTATCGCCAAAATCCACTTTTCCTGCCTTTCCGTCTAACGTAAGCAGCGCCTCAACCAAGCGATCCATCCGTGCTGCTGGGCTTTCTGCAGTCACATCTTCACCTACGTAATTGTTGGAGTCAGCTGGAAAAATATCCGTCTATGCCTTTGATCACGGATCCAAGAGAAAAGAGTGGAGGAAGGGAGAAGCCATTGAACAAGCTAAAGGCCCACATTCTCTGACCTGCATTTGGGGAAGCGAGCGCCTTGCCTAAGAAATAGAAGGAGCTGGGTCGGGTGCTGGAAAGGAAAAGGCAGGTCAAGTCCGCCTTAAAAGGGAGATGCACCTTAAAATGCCGATTAACCTAACCCAAGTCACCCAATCCTGCCTCTGGGCACACAACGTTTTCTACTGACTTAAGTCCAAAAGGGAAATCTTACTCAATAAGGAAATCTTATTGAGAGTAAATAACTAGCTTTTTTGTCACTTCTGTTTCTAACTTTTCCTGCTGGTAAACAGACTGCGAATATCGGAGGGTATCTATTACTATAGGTGAAAAAAACAGCCTTATGAAGATAAAAAGAACCCGCTCATTCTAGCTCGGTTACCTACGTCTTCAACTCAGTCTTTCCACAACTCTACTTGAAGTCTGTCAAACTTTTCTCCTGCATACCAATGCAATGATCTCTGGACCGGATCTATTCTACGACGTAGAACCAGCTTATTCAACGAGAGAAGTTTCCGAGGCATCTGATGATACTATTTGTATCACCAGTACAACCAGGAGAAGCTAGATCTGTTTACGTACCAGCACGCCCAGCGATTGAGGTTTGAGTTTGATATTCAGCTGTCGAACAAGCAAACCAATCAGCTTCTTTAGGTAAGTAATTTCCAGTTTCCGTCGGTAAGTAACTAATCGAATAAATCTTTCGAGTGCTTGGAGCTGCTTTGACTACATAGGAGGAGAATGCCAAATCTTTTCTTTCTTCTTAAGTTACAGAAAGCTCTAGGGCTCACTCTTTCTGCTCGCTACACATCCGTTCCGCTCGTTGGGTCATATTTCTTAGTTTAATGCCCGGTGCCTGAGGGCTGAGTTGAAGATATAATTGCTGACGTTTTGAATTGCCTATGCTAAAAGAACGGGTTACGGAAATGTGCCCGGCCCAGAATGAACTGCTTCTTCAGTAGTTTACATGAAATTAGATACTTCGTGAGGAAACCTTTCTTTTTATAGGTCACCTGCCTCTGCGGATTCTGCTAATCCAACTCGTTAGAGGGAAACCAACACATAAAGCAGGACACCCAGCCAAGCCAACAGATTTCATTAGTAATGATAGCGAATCTCGCGAACCAAGCGTGCCCGCGGATCCTTATTTTTTATCTTTTGACTCCTTCATACGACAGACAAATCGGTTACAGAAACAGTTTCAAGCAAGAAAGCTCGTTATTAACTTAACTCAATATCGGTCCAGCCAACAGACAGCTTTGGTTATGCTTGCCCCAAGAAGGCTGAGGTTTAGGTTTAGAGAAATTCCGAGGGAGAATTTGAAAAACGCAAGAGGAAAAAACTCTTCTATAGGTGGTGACATTTTGAGATAATGAGCACTTACCTGAATTCAAGTAGAAGTGGTTGCTTGCTGTGGGTGGTGGCTTCCTTTCCTCGTGCGTGACCTCCCGGCCTTCTGTCCTACTGCTGAGACAGATCGGAAATAAGACAGTTCCTGTGCCGCAACTTTTCCTATTAAGAAACTGGTAGGCAAACTAGAAGGGCGTGGAATCGCTAAACCTGGTGGCTGGACGGATGATTCACTTTGAGACTTTTCATATTGTTAAACACTACTTTACTTACTATTTGGCAAGGTATTTTAAAAAAATATGAATTGGGATTTGAAAGAAAACACGCCATCTAGGTAGCAAAAAGAAGACTGCTTCGCTAATCAAGTAATTTTGCAATAAAGGGAAGTGGAAAATCTTCCTAGTTTACTTGTTGAATTTACTATAATCTATTACATTCTCCATCCGGAGCCTAGTTGGTAGTAATGAATTTTTCTCATTCCTCATTACCGTGCTTCCTAACACTCAGCTTTTACATAAAGGCGTTCATTTTTAGTGGGCTGGAAAGCTGCAAAGGCGCGCCGAGGAAAATCAAACAAAAGCTGGCGAAGAAACCATTCATTCACTACCCAGTTAACGGACTCAGTAGCTACTGCTACCTCAAACACTGCCTGGACTGCTAACAACACGGCATATCAACGGAACACTTTATCTCTCCCCTTCGTCTACAAGTTGAGACGACGCTTAAAGCACAGCGCGTTCGCCACCACACTGGCTGGTGCATTTACCTTACCGTGATAGGGCCGGGAGGAGAGGTATTTGCTTTCGACCTTGCCCTTCTGTTTCAGTCTCATGGTAGGAAGTATTGCTCCGGAGGGAGATATCATCTACTACTAGATTCGTGGAACTCTGCTTTGCCATTTCTTTATTAGTTTCAGCTTTCAGTGTTCATGGATTTCCAGATAAAAAGCGCTATCCAATATTGAGCATGTGTCGGTAAAGCAATTTGCGGCAAACACGTTAGCTCACGGGAAACTACGCGCCAGAGCTCTATATGATAATATCAATCATTGCATACACTTAACTAGCCATTCTAGCGGATGCTGAAGCCAACTCCTCATATGAAGTAAAACCCAATACGTACGCGAATATTTACTAGGAATGAATTGAAGGGCTGAAAGAACAGAGTTAACTAACACTAATATACCCCCAAGAGATAGCAAGTTACCCTTCCATTTGGATAAATTTGTTTTCTAAACCTTTTCAATCAAAACCAGCCAATCTTGCTTAAGAGGCTGCAAGAAAACGTATTAAGTGCTAACGCGCAACGGCTTGATAATAGTGCGCTTAAGCTTTTGTTCGTAACATTAGTAGTTACTCACTGGCTCTCAAATCAATTTTAGCGTCCGAGCGGAACTATGATTGGGAAAAGCAATTCCGTGAGGAAGCGGCCACTTCTTTATATACGTCGCCATTGTCCGATCTTTCTTTTTCCCAGCCAGTATTTACTCACTCATTCTACCTGCAAACCCAGGAGATATTAATCCCACCCTCGTTGTTCTAGAGTAGGGTGTAGACCTGGGACTAGATCAATTTAATTAGAAGTATGAAAAGGTTCTTTTTTTGTTGATAATACTACTTGCCAATGTTCGTTCGTATTAGACCTCATCTGCAAGCCTTAGCCTCTGAACAAGCTAGGAAACTTTTTCTCATCTCATAGTGTGACTTGTCTTGTGTTGGTTGTATCTATACGGTGGATGCCGCTGCATTTACATTGCACCATAATGTCTTAAATAAATAGATTGCCCGGGCGGGGATAAGAGATGCATACCCTGATATGAAACCTATCCTTTTTACTCCAACTAGAGTGGTTTACCCTTTTTATCCAATTGTCACTGCAACTAGATAAACTTCACCTGGCTTGCCTGCCTTGCCTATTCCTAAGCGAAGGTGCTAGCTTCAACCTTTCTTTTCAATATGCCTCTGCCCTTGCTCTCGTAAGTCAAGTTCATTCATCAAAGACCACATGTGCTGATATGTATACACGGCCGTTCTTTGGTTCGTAACATTAGTAGTTACTCACTGAGTGCAAACACTGAGTTTCTTTGTGCCAGCCACTTTATTACTCACTCCTATGGCTAATGCTTTTTTCTACTACGTTGCGGCCAGTGCTTTTTACGTGAAAAACCAGGACGACATACATACATAAAGAGTGAATGTGGTTCAGGTTCCATTCCCTTGCATACTCTACAGGTGCTCCCTGCTGATAGACTATTTCTTTTTCCCATCAAGGACTATATAATGCTGCTGGCTGGAGAAGGCTGCTGGCTGGGCTCACGTATAAACTACTTGGCTTTTTTCGTATCTTTACTTACCCCTTTTTTTATGTGGAGCATTCCATAGGTAAAAGTCTGTAAAGGGGATGGTAAAAAAGTAGAAACTTATACTAAATGGTAAACAACTGGTATGTATTAAAAAAAAATCCCTAGACTCCTGCTATGCGTATTGTAAGGGAAGGACCCCGTGAAGGTAAAGATCAGGGTTGCATGTGCGAAGTTAACCGACCAAGCTTTAGTAGCTACAATCTATTTGCGAGAGCGTATGGATTTGACAGAGCCCGCCCTTTCAGGTGAAGAAGGTGAATTACACGATACTATCCTTTGCATATAAGACCTATTGCTCATGCAATTTGGGATCCCCATTTTGGCCAACCAGCTGTGGAAGCCTTTACTCGAGGAGGTGCTACTGGTCCAGTCAATATTGCTTATTCTGGTCTGTATCAGTGGTGGTATACAATTGGATTACGTAGCAATGAAGATCTTTATATTGGAGCTCTTTTTCTATTACTTCTTTCTGCAATATCCTTAGTTGCGGGTTGGTTCCATCTACAACCCAAAAGGAAACCAAGCCTTTCGTGGTTCAAGAATGCCGAATCTCGTCTCAATCATCATTTGTCAGGAATTTTCGGAGTAAGTTCCTTGGCTTGGACAGGGCATTTAGTCCATGTCGCTATTCCTGGATCTAGAGGAGAGTATGTAAGATGGAGTAATTTCTTAGATATACCACCGCACCCCCCAGGATTGGGACCCAGCGAGTAACGTATAATGTGTAGAGTTCAAAGGGTAGTTACGAGCCCAAAAGCGAGAGAATGCCATCCATACTTGTTTACTGAGGAATTTGATTAATCCGCATATGTGTTTATGCCCCGGAAGAATTACTTTATATTGCTGGTGGCTGGCTGAGTGGAGAAAAATTGAACCATGCACGATTGATTCATTGCTACGTCCAAGGAAGGAAGCGATTTTATGAAAGGTCGCACGCGCATGTCTGATAAACTTTCAGAAATTCCAACTATTTTTTTATTCTCTTGACTAATGGATTACTTGTTTTTTCTACTAATGGGTTATGGTTAATTGCCTTAAGATCTAAGATGCCGGTTTTGAATTTGAAGTTTATCAGAGGAAGTATGGGATCGGTAGTAGGTGAAAAAAGAACCCGTCTAATTGAATATGCTCCCCTTAAATAAATCCTTACCTCTCATCATTTCCTGTACTTCAAACAACAAAGGAATAGAACCGGATTGATGGTAGTAAAGTCAGTCCATCTGCTGCACTATAAAGACAGACAGATTCCCTCTATTCTTCGTATCACCGCTTTCTATAAGCTTCAGTGAAGCAAAGCACTGCAAGACAGGTGGATATTTCTACTAGTTTAGTTGGAGCTTCAGGCTATTTAATGATATCCCCGTGCATTATATAGTTTAGACGTGTGCTAATATCGATGTAGATCATGAGTTCTTTTTTAGTACATTTATTTATTGCACAGCTATTTTGCCTGTCCTTAAGAAGTATTCAACCTTGGGTTTTATTGATGCCTTACAAGATAGCTCCTCATGGGGCCCTCAGAATTCAGGTTGATGCTAGGATTCACAGAAGTAGAAAGCTCTTTTTTGAGAGCGAGCCTCTGGGGACGTATCAAGCCTTTGGGCCCATACACTATATTCTTTCTGCAGGTTTCTAGGAGGTAGGGCTGTGAAGTTTGTTGATAGTGGTTCGATCGAGGAAGCATAAGAAGGCCTATCTCTTTCTTGACTTAGCGTTTGTCATGGACAATGACTACGCTTCATGGAACAGATGTCCAACTTGCTGGGTGGGTGGGGAGTATGAACCTATGTTAGCCCCGACGCAGGTAAACTACTAAAAAGGGACGCGTTTAGCCTCGCTTGGTTTCAGATTGGGTTGGTCATGGGTTGAGAACAGAAGTGGAATTCTTCTAAGTCTAGTGAAGAAGCTTTATCTTGGTTCTCCAAATTCATCGTAAGAAAGAAGGTTGGGTTTTTTCTTACAAAAAAGAATTTCAGCTACACAAGCCATCTAAAAGTAAGAGGTCCCTTGATGCGGGTTGAGTAATTGCTCGAAATTGCCCAGGTTGCGGGATGAATGCCCTCAGAGGAAAAAGTGATAGCTAGAAGTCCTCAACTCAGACTGAATTAGAGCCACCACCTCTTCTTCTTACGCGCGTAGGGTACTACGTACCGCCTTTATTATTCAACTTCACACTTATTTATACAAACTAGTGTGTTTCAAATATCTCCTTTCTCTACAACCCGGCCTATCTATATGGGCTTGCCTTCGTCACTGCTTCCTGATCATGTGGATGCCGCTCTTATAGAATCCGCGAAAGAAAGGCTTTGTCCAGTTTCGCCAATTTCTTCTAGGAAAGAGTGTCAGAAAGTTATTGCTATTTAGATATTCAATATGCTCCAGGTTAATTCTGACTTTCCGTGAAATGCTATTAGTAAGAGTCCCTTTTTTTCATAAAAAACATTTAGCATACCTCTTTTCCAATTCTTTTTTCTCTTTATTTCATTTTTTTTCATATATAGTGTATTGTATTTATTTATTGCCGTCGGCTTTCGAGAAACGGACCGGGATCGAACCATACAATTGAGGCACAGCTGTTTTGGCTCGCAATAAATAAAGCAGCTAGGCCTTGATCGAGCAAGACGTAGCCCTATCTATCTACCTCTCCAGACACAATATCTTTCTTGACCGATGGATGTTCAGTGCTACCGTAGCAGTAGCCCTTTTTTTTATGCAATTATGAAATTCAAGCAAACAAGCAAGTCAGGTATACGAGAAGCTAACTACAATTCTTATAGCAGGGATGAAAACTACGGAACCGATAACGAGAGCCAGAGACGATAAGCAGGTAGCGGGCTATAATTGTTCTAGCGAACTTGCTAGGTATACGACAGCTTAAATCACGACACCAAATCTTGTATCACCAAATCAAGCTGCTAACTCCGACTACTTACTTTCAATGTAAAAGTATGGATACGAGCAGGCAGTTACAAATCTGATATCGTAAGCAGAACTTCCTCAAACTCAATATACGACTCGAAGGATCGCGGCTAGAATTCTTATAACAACAGAGCGAAGCCCCCTATAAACTACTACCTCACCGGAATTCTTCTATCTTTCTTAATACTATTAAGACGTACGAACCGAGAATGCGAGCCTAATACAAGAGCTATCTACAGATAGAGGATAAGATTGATAGCTAGCTGTAATTCTTAGATCTTGCTACGAATCTTATATCGGGCTTGGTAAAACACATGAAACTTAATACTAGCTTACGGCAAATCTTATGCCTGGCTACTAAAGATAGGCAACTTATAGCTGGGCTTAAAACTTCTAACTCCGATTGATTAGTGCGTAGGAAACGAATACTTAATAGCCAGCTTCACTTCTACCTTAAAGCTTCTACCTGACTTTTGAACTCCCTTGGGCTGCTAAAGCTATAGATACGAAAGAGAGAAGATAAGAGTGAACAGCATCATGTTTTGAGTCTTATGGGAGCTATTAAAACAACAAATGAAACGACAGCTCAACCGCGGCTTCAAATTCTCATTTCGGCACTTCAATTCTTAATGCATAATGTGTTTTCAGGTCCCAAACAGCCAGTAGAAGAAAAAGGAAAGTCTGGTTTCAAAAGAAGGGTCAGCATATTCTTATGTAAAAAAAGTTGAGAAGAGATAGGTGTTGTTGAACCACCGCTTTCTGTGTGATAGGTGTTTAGTTTAGGCCTACTTACTAGGGCTAGGGAGAAGAGATGGTCGAGAACATTATATAGGGAGAAAGGAAAAGCTTGTTTATGGCGAGTTGGAAAGAAGGAATACTCGACGAAAAGTAACTACCAGCGAATCGTCTGAGCGGGAATCGTTCTCCATCTGTCGTCAGTGAGCTATCCTTCTTTCTTGAGATCGCTTGCCTACGCTATCGGGTGCAGTGAGTGCTCTGAATGATGAGTTACTTGTTCAGCGAAGCGCCGCCTGTCTCCGTAGGTCTTTAAAACTCTTGTTGCTAGTGGTCTATTCTTTGATGGATGTTCCGCTTGAAATACGTATTTAAGGACTCCAAGTTGCAATGGTTCATGTAGCCAGACCCATTGAAGTTTTTATAAAAATCAAACAGCGTCCTTTCCAATCTACGTTTAGCGCAAGATGCTGGGTGCCATGGATCGAGTGATCGGATCATAATTGATTTACCTGAATTCAGTGAGCCTGAGCGGATAACCCTTTAAGTTTCTATCTGGTCACCGAAGCTAAATGGACCCGAGCTGTTGATGACCGAAGAGAAAGTTGTATTTTCAGGAATAGCATCGCTCCTCCACTTTTGGAGTAGATACAGGCAAAGCTTTTCAAGTAACATGGTATATCTCAAGCAATCCGTTTTTTTTGCCACATCGCGTACGGGAATCAAAGCCATTGGTTCCTATATCATTAGGAAGACGTTCAATTGTGTCTTCGTGTTCTGTACTTAGTATCTATAAGAAAAGTTGATCTATGACCTCCTTCACTACTATATGTATAACAACATCTATGCTCTATTTTCTATAAATAATACATCCAGCGAATCCTCTTTGGTGAATTGACCCCCCATTTTTGACATGGTGTGGTCCTATCCAACTATCACTCTTTAAGAGTGTTTCGCTCAAGTAACTTATCTAGTCATCCTGATACAACAGTTTACTTTTCAGATAAGAATAAGGGTTTGGTTCAAGCTAGAATGGAATTTGCTGATAGTGTGGATACAGGTTCATCACAATTTGTGTTTACTGAAATAGTAAAAGTGGTATTAAGGGAATTAGTACCCTATATAAACGGGCTAGCTAAAATGACTGTGGGTGCAACAGTAAAATCATCAACCAGCGATTATAACTTTCACTATACACTAGGTGATGCCGGTTGGTTAACATCATTAAACGGAAGTGAGATATTACCTCGCGAGAGCTTGGAGTCTCTAATGCATCAAGTAAAGAATCGGCTGTATAATAAAAGTAGTAGCCGTGGAGTTTTTTTGGGTTTCACCCTAAGAATGTATTTGCTTAGCGGTGGTATGCCTGTGCGAAGGGTTTCAAATGGTGATGGTTCTCGCTTAGGTGAGATTCAATCTATTAATATAGAGCCTAAGAAACCGGATAAGAAGGCTCCTAAGGTGTATATAATAAAAAAATTGATAGCTAAGGGTAAGAAGCTGTCTGAATTCTTAGTTGGCGATATGGAAACTATTATCAATGAGGAAGGTAATCATGTTCCTTATGCAATAGGTTTAATGAAAGTAAATCCTGGTGATAGGGTTATACCAACAAAAGGCTCCATAGCTTCATGGTTTAGTGAGGATTTCTTTCTTTAAAAAAGCTTTGCTGAAAGGAGCAAAAGGATGCTGAATAACTATCTTGATTATGTTGTTTCATTGTCTAGTCCTCGACTGAAGGTGATTTACTTTCAGAATTTGTCTCGATTTTACGGTATAATAATCCTCAAGCATATAATTTGAAACTGCCCTGAGTGGTCATTGAAACCATTAATGAGAAACGGTGAACTCTATCAATTTGAAGTTAGAGCTGAGAGAAAGAAAAAAAGAATAATATTTAGGGATTCAATGAAGCTATTACCTGGATCTCTTCGGTCTTTAGGAGAGAGTTCATTCTTGGGATGACTAAATAGAGACTACGTAGAGGGGATAGAAAACTCCGCCTATGTTTTTTCAATATAGCCGGTCCCAAGCCCGGATAAAAGGAGGAGGGTTTTTATAGGCCCGGCGAGCCAACGTCAAAACTTAGCTATTTTTATGGAAATTAAACCCCACCATTTTTAGTTGGGGCGTAACCCCCTTAGCGACGCGCCTTATCGGAACCCGGATAAGGTGATAAATGGGCAAGGGCCGGGCCGTCACTCCCTTAGTGGCGCGCTACATCAGCGCCCGGATGTAGTGACAAGTAAGCAAGGGTCTTCGCACTTTACTCGACGGGTGCGGGGGGCAAGGAAGCTAGTCGGAGAGAGTAGGATTCGTTTAGGTAGCTGGAATGTAGGGTCTTTAACAGGAAAGTTAAGAGAGTTAGTTGATACTGCGATTAGGAGACGTGTGAATATCTTATGCGTGCAAGAGACTAAATGGACGGGCCAGAAAGCAAAGGAAGTGGATAATACCGGTTTAAAGCTGTGGTATACTGGAAAGGAGCGGGGCAGGAATGGAGTAGGCATCTTAATCGATAAGAGCCCTAAGAACGGAGTTGTTGACGTTAGGAGACAAGGGGATAGGATAATCTTAGTTAAGCTAGTTTTTGGGGACTTAGTTTTGAACGTCATTAGTGCGTACGCGCCACAAGTCGGGCTTAGTGAGACCATCAAAAAGCAATTCTGGGAAGACTTAGATGGCATGATTAGAAGTGTGCCTACCGCTGAAAAACTTTTCATCGGAGGAGATTTCAATGGTCATGTAGGTCAAACTTGTGGGGGGGGTTTGAGAGGGTGCATGGGGGTTTTGGATATGGTGATAGAAACCAAGAAGGTGAAGACTTCTTGAACTTGGCCATAGCTTATGACCTCATGGTAGCTAACACCTTTTTTAGAAAGAGACAATCTCATTTAGTTACCTTCACTAGTGGCCAACATTCTTCTCAGATTGATTTTTTCCTCACGAGGAGAGAGGAAAAACGAGCCTGTGTAGACTGCAAGGTTATACCTGGCGAGTGTGTCGTCTCACAACATAAACTCGTGGTGTCTGATTTTCGTTTCCAGATGCGGGCCAGTTTAAGTAAAGGCGTTAAAACTACGAGGACAAACAAAGTGGTGGAAGCTCAAAGGAGATACCTCTCGAGTGTTTAGGGACAGAGTGATTGAAGAAGTAACATGGAATGAAGATGAAGACGCGAACAAGATGTGGGAAGAGATGGCAACTCGCATTCGGAAGATAGCTACGGAAGTGTTTGGAGTTACCCGAGGAAACAACCGCGAACCTCAAGACACTTGGTGGTGGAACGACAAAGTACAAAAGGCTATCAAGGAAAAGAAGGAATGCTACAAGTGCTTGCATCATCATAAAATGTACAGAAGTACAAATCGGCAAAGAAGCATGCAAAGAAAGCTGTGAGCGAAGCACGGGGACGGGCTTATGAGGACCTTTATCAGAAGTTGAGTACACGGGAAGGTGAAAAGGACGTCTACAAGATAGCTAAATTTCGAGATAGGAAAACAAGAGATTTCACCCAAGTGAAATGCATCAAGGATGAAACCGATAGGCTTTTAGTGAAGGATGATGAGATCAAGAACAGATGGAGAGATTATTTCGACAAGCTGTTCAACGGAGATGCTGGGGGAACAATGATTGAGTTGGACGACTCTTTTGATGACACCAACCGACGTTTTGTCAGGAGAATCCAAGAGTCTGAGGTAAAAGAGGCCTTAAAAAGGATGAAAGTAGGTAAGGCTTTGGGTCCTGATAACATACCAATCGAGGTATGGAGATGTCTCGGAGATGTGGCAATAATTTGGCTAACCAGATTGTTCAATAGCATTTTTCGATCAAACAAGATGCCTGACGAGTGGAGGAGAAGCACTTGAGTACCGATCTTCAAGAATACAGGAGATGCTCAAAGCTGTTCTAATTATAGAGGGATCAAGCTTATGAGTCATACAATGAAGCTTTGGGAAAGAGTGATCGAGCATCGTTTGAGACGGATGACGGGCGTTACAAATAACCAATTTGGTTTTATGCCTGGGAGGTCGACTATGGAAGCCATTTTCTTGATAAGGCAGCTTATGGAGAGATACCGGGACAGGAAGCAGGACTTACATATGGTATTCATTGACCTCGAGAAAGCATATGACAAAGTACCGAGGAAAGTCATGTGGTGGGCACTAGAAAAGAAGAAAGTCCCCACGAAGTACATTACCCTCATCAAGGACATGTACGATGGTGTTGTCACTTGCGTTAGAGCATGTGATAGTGATACCAGTGACTTTCCCATTAAGATAGGACTACATCAAGGATCAGCATTAAGTCCATACATTTTTACCTTATTTATGGATGAAATCACGAGAGACATACAAGGAGAGATTCCTTGGTGTATGCTCTTTGCTGATGATGTGGTGCTAATTGATGAGAGTAAGATAGGTGTTGATAACAAACTGGAGTTATGGAGACAAACTTTAGAATAAAAAGGTTTTAGACTTAGTCGAACTAAGACGGAGTATATGAGGTGTGAGTTCATTGGAGTAAGATCGGATGATGGTGATGTTCGCCTAGACGGACAAGTAGTGCCCATGAAGGACACTTTTCGATACTTGGGTTCGATGCTGCAAAGTGATGGTGAGATAGATGAAGATGTCTGTCATAGGATAAGAGCAGGGTGGGTGAAATGGCGACAAGCATCCGGCGTCTTATGTGATAAGAAAGTGGAGTTAATTTCATTTAGTACCAGGCCTTGCGGTTATTGGTTATGTCTTTCTTTGGGTAAAGCAGGTCATAGAATGAAGAAAAAGGCTTTCCACAACAATAACTTGACTAATGGTTCCTCGATCAATTTCCAACTCTCTCCACTCCAGAAATTACTTATGTGGAAAGGAGATCCATATTTTCTTTTTTTAAATACTTTTTTATTAGAATGCAGATGCATCCATCACAATAAAACAATAAAGTGCAGGTCAAGAAGAAAGCTCCTTCCACATACATAATATGTATATAATCATATACGTGGTTCCATGAGAAGGAAAGACCAAATAAATACCAAAATCTGATCGTTACGTCACCAACTAAAGCTAGACGTAACATTTTGGTCCAACGTTCTTTTCCAATGAAGTAATCAACCACTCTATAGTCTATACGGATGCTCACCCCGCTTCATTGGACCAGGTCCAGGTGAGTGAGGGAAACCTTTTGATTTTTCGGATTCTTTAGTGCCCAAGTAGGCCTTATAGATTACGGCTCTTGTATTGATACTTCTGCCCGAGGTGCTGTATCTTTGTAAACAAACTTAAAACAAGTCTTGAGGATAAATTTTTCAGGCCCAGCTCCATTCTACTAATGGGCCTTGTTGAAGCCCAAGTGGGTCTTTTCCAATAGTGCTGTGCGTGGAATCGTAGACAAAAAAGATGTGCTTCTTTCATTTCGTCGCGAAAAGAATAAAAATTTCGCAAGGGAATCTATGTGTGTGTCTAGGGGTTATCTCATTTTCCCGCCCAAAGCAGCAACCTGCAAATACCCGTCTCCTCCCTTTCTCCGCCGCTCGTAATTCAAAATTTAGCGCGGTGAGGTTCTTAATTAATCTTCGGCTTTTATCTTTTCTCTTTTATTGCTCTCAGCCTCTAAGTGCTGAAGTACCCATAAATTGAGACTGACACACAATGGAAAGATTTCTTTTTATAGGTTCCGCAAATTATTTGATGCAAGCCTAACAGTTGGTGTAGCGTGACCAATTAGAATTTTTGATATGATTAATTGTATCCTCTTTAATAACGTGATCTTTCAGAAGGGAAATGCGGAATTTTCTTTTCGCTACGCCCTCTTACTGGCATTTCAGTGAAGATATTGTCTTTACATTTATGCGCTGCTAATAATAGCATATTCGAATCACAATACATACAGGATTTCTTTCTTTTGCCTGGCACAGGAACCGGTTCATAAGCATGTGAGGGTTTCGAGGAAATGCTGGGGATATCACTTGATAAGCCCTTAATTTAAGAGCAAATACCATGGATTACATAGTGAAAAGGGAGGGCCGCTTGCTTACTTGACTCGGTAAGAAAGTAAGTAAACTTCAGACTACTCATTGGCCAAAACAAGGAATCTTTTCAGCCCAAACAATTGACCTTTTGAGTTTTTTTTTTTTCATCAAGTTCGCATAAACAAGAAGGATAGCCCGGTGCTGCTCAGTCAGTAACTTCTCATACCTCAGGTGATATGCATCGAAAAACTTCTTCGGATGGAAAGACAGAATGCCAAACTTACTGAAAGACGAGAAAAGGCAGGGAGTCGAGAAAAGTCATGTCATATCATATAGAGTCTCGCTTCCAGCTTCTATATAGAAACGCTCGCTTCCAAATAAGAAAAAAAGCTCTGCCAATCCAAACCAAACCACCTTTCCTAACCTAACCTTCCCCCCGAGTCTCACTCACCTCACTTTGTGACTTGTTTGTTTGCTTGTGAACTCACAAACAACATGAATGAACTTTCGAATAACAGTCATTTCGGGAACGCGGGGAACGAACGATTGAACGATTTTTTGCGACAATATAGACATCTAGTGTAGTTGGCCAGAAACAGATATTGAATCTTCCAGCAATTCGAGGAAAGCTTTACTGCTCTTGTGACGCGAAGAGCCAAAGAGAGTCTTTCTACTATTGATTCAACTTAAATAGTTGCTTTCTTCCTCTTTCTCAAAACACCTATTCCTACTACTATGGATAAAGCCGGTAGTTCACTCTTTCTTTCATCAGTTTCTATATCTAAAATAGAAGTACGGTTCAATTCCAGTAGATTTTTCAACGCTACGCGCCTTCGTCCCTCATCCCCTTCTTCACCTCGCCTATAAAGAGGCATTTTGGAATAAGTTGTTTTGGATTAATTGCCTACCTCTGAATGGACTACCGGATTCGCTTGGAAAAAAGTTACGTAGACCTGGGTGCTTGTGAACAGAAAAGTGAATTGACTTAAATAGAAGGAACAACTATATGAGTAGTGGATAATTGATTTCAACATCAAAGCATATCTAGTTTAGATAGAGCATTAACAGCTCAATTGACTTTGACCCAAATTCTCCTTCAAGATGATCCGGGAAAAGAACAAACGCAAGCTCCGAATCTGACACAAACAGGAAGTCCAACCAACGCAAACAAGCTATGAGTAAAACTGAACTACGAATAGATACATACTGGAAATAAGGCTGAACCAGAAGATTTCTACTCGCACAGTTTCTTCTACTTACTCTGGGATCACACACAGTGGGGATATGGACCCAAGCCGCCGCATAAGGAACGTGCTTGCTCCTCCTTTGAATGAATAACTGTTTCGATATCAGCTACTAGAAATGCCTCTCTCGCCTTTCTAGCTCTAGCGGCACTATTTTCTTTATTATATCACTTCGGATGTCCTTCCTTAGACGCAATGCCGTACTCCCCACATTTGTTCCTGTTGCTGTTATTAGGGGTATTGGGAATGATTGAAGCATTTTCCTCCACTTGTTAAGAATAGAAAAGCCTCCACGCTCTTAACCCTGCCTAAACTTTAAGCAGAATCGCCGCTAGCTGAGCATTTTTGGAATCAGTAGACCTGAGTGGACATAAACATATAAAACTCAACATAAAATGACGGCACTAAGCTACCAGCTTCATTGGTCAAAGGGATTGCAGGTCCAAGTGTGTACGATACATTGGGGATTTAGGTACTATAATTTCATAATAAAAAGTCAACTTACTATTCGAAATACTTGACCCGGGTCAAATACTTTGCAACACTGCACGCACAACCTCCTGAAAGGGGTATTCCATTGGTCTAGATCTCCCATTATGGGGTACTCATTTTGAACTTTTTTTCTTTTGTAAGTATAATATTGTATTACCCAGAAGAGTTCCACTACAGTGAAGCTAGGACTATGGAGGTATGTAGCTTGACTATGACAGACCACTACTAGCATTGCTATTGCTTTTGGTTACCCTGGCACTTTTCTTGTGAGTTTGGCTTACTTACTCTGGCTGAAGGTATTAATTAGGCTAGGCTTTCCTCGTAACTAAAGTGAGGCGCAGACAAGTACTTTGACTTAGGCTTGGGCCCTTCTTGACTCAAAATGGGTTTTTTTCTTCGTTCAGCTTTAGTACAGAAATTTCTCTTGTTGCAGCGGAAGGACTGCAGCTTATTCTGTAATAGCTTTTTGAAAGAACCTGGCCATAGTAAGTAGGGATGGGGACGAGCCTATCTTCTATCTAGCCTTGGGCCCGGTATCTTGATTGCTGCTACGAAAGATTTATCCCGAGCAGTAAGTATAGATAGTTGTGGGCCAGGTCGTATATTAAGAAGGGGATAGGCTTATTTCGCTCCTAAATACATTGACCTCGGCTAGGATACAACTTCCAATAAGTCTTGTCACCTTGCTCACTTAGTGCTTCCTCCTTGGAAAAAGCTGCTTTCTAGCTTTTGTCCTCGTACAACAGCCAGAGCAGATAGTGTCACAAAGTCCGCAGACAGTCTAATATGGCGGTTATTTCCAGGTACTTTGCCCTCTGGTCTCTTCTTTTGCTTTCTTTACCTTTTATTTCCCCTAGGAAAGTCTTTCTCCTTTCCCTCAGTCTGCTAAGCAAGTTGACCCAGTCAGTCTTTTGACCGATTGATTGCCTGGAAAGTGAGGTAAGTTCTTTGCCGGCAGTCAGTGAGCCAGTATCCCGACTACTCTGCTCTTTGAGCCTACACTCTTTGCTCACGACCCTAGCCTCTTCTCTTAAGCAAGTTAGCGCAGAAAAGAATAAGAAAAGGCAGATACAAGTCAAAGTACTCCAGGAGAAAAAGCGCAAGGAAGTTTCCCCCGCTGACCAACTCTTTTCTTTACCCCCTTGACCCGGAACGAATAGCTTCTTTATGACTAATTTCAACTCCTATAGCAGTTGCAGTAGTTCCTCGCGCTGCGTGTTCGTTACTTGAGTGTCAAGCTCTTACTTGACTTGAGGTATAGGCTTTCCTTTCGGTTCATGCCTCGTGAAGAAATGCCTGCTTCCTTGCTGTCCACCTGCGAACAAATAGAAGGAAGTTGACTCGTACCAAGCAGCTACTCTACTTGCAGTCCTGAGCTCAACGCCTACTCATACCCTTGCTGTTCAATAGAACTGTTCACAAGTGCCCTTGTTCTATAGTTCTATAGTTCACTTGAGGGTGATGCAGACGAGAAGTATGCAGATCTGGGTTCGGAGAGTGGGCGTGGTTTTTTAAATACCCCTGTTTCTTTCGTTCGATACAACCCGTGCTTACCAGACCCTACTAGCTGTGCTTTGCACTTTCACTACCCCTTGCTGTTCACCCGCTCGTGCGGATCACTCGCTCTTCTCCTTCCTCGGTACTTCCAACCGGGAGTTGCACATTTTTTCACACGAATCCCTCCAAGAACGGGTGAATCGCCGTCTCCGCCACAGAAGGGCATAGGACACAGCATCCTGAATGAGACCTTCCCCTCGTCTTTCATTTACTTCTTGAAAAACCACTTTTTTATAGTGTGGCATGCCATTTCTAGAATATGTCGTGTCAAAGCGGATAAAGCCACTTGAGCTAAATAAAAGCTCATTTCTTCTCTGAAATGAATCCCGGGCAAGAGATTAATTGCAATGTGTTTTGGTCTAAACCTTCGACCAGTGCTTCTAGTGAGTCGATATGAAAGAAACTGCGCATGGGGCACTCAAGGCACCGGAAATAAGGATTTGCTATTGACTCGAAATCGACCAGCCAGGCGCGGAGCGTTTGATGGGACGTCAAAAGATCAGGTACGTGAGGCGGGAAACTACTCACTCGCGGAGAAATTGAGATACTAGAAGGGGGTATTGGGGAATGAAAAGAATCAATTAGCATATAGAAAGAGTCTACTAACCCCTATAGCTATAGGACTTCAACACATAAAAAGGGAGCTCTCAATTCCCTTTTTAGCCAGGAAGCAACTCTGGACTCCAAGTTGTAAATAGCTGCCTCGATAGCCGGGTGAGCTCTTTTCTCATGATAGAAGATAGGCTTCTTTGCTTGCCCTTGACTTCGTGCTTGTGTTGATTGAAACGTCAGGTTAGGCGCTAGGTCTTCTTTTGATCCGGGAGCACGTATATAGACTTCAAGAACCTATCATCTCCGGGATGGACACACGGAAGGTTAGACTGTGATGTGTGATGTCTTCCAATAAGCTCTATCTCTTTCATTGTCAAATGGAAAAGCTTTGCACACACTTTCTTTGTAAACTCCAATCTAAACTTACTGACTCGGGCTTACTCTAGCTCTAGCGGCTTACTACTAATGAAATATCTCCTATCCAGAATTGGCCAATCTATAGCTCCTTGGATTTGACGGTATACTGGAAACGCAGGTTTAGAGCCTTTGTCGAATATGGTGGACGGACTTCTTTACTTCCGATGCATTCGAAAACAGAGCCTTTTTTATCCACTTTCATAGACCATTTCTATCCTACTCCTTTTGGGAATCAATCACACACACCCTTGCCCTAGAGAGAGAAAGACAGAGAGGAGATGCTGACCCCTGAAAGCAGCGAAAAGCGCAATAAGCATATCTCTCTCGTGCCTTGGAGAGTACTCGCATTATTTCCTGTGCATCGAAACATACTTTACCCCAAGCCCTTCTCAGGCAGTTCATCATGCTAGGTGGCACTCAACTTCTCTTGTCAGTTATCCAGATGCCTTGCTTTGCCTAAGAGCTTATCCGTGTCAATGTTTTTTAGTCAAGAGTGCTTCTCTCTCTTTTCAGAACTACTTATCTTGAGCATATCCCGTTTCCCCTAAACTCAAAAATCCCTCTCCTGAAACCTCTCCGGATGCCTTAGGTGACGTGTTTTGTTCTATCAATGTCTCACTGGCATGCTCGTTATTGTGATTGAGCAATTGGGTATTAAATTCTCAGACAAGTCACTACGACCAGATAATGGAGAACGAGTGAAAGCAGTACCCAAGCTTTCGCCTTAGAGCACTCTACTGAGAATGCTACACAAACTTGGTAAGGAAGGGTAAACTGGATAGCCGGCATAGGTAAGTAAGGTAGTTGTTATCACCGGATGCCAGGCAAAGAAAGCATTGAATAGACGTTTTAAGAAACACGCTTCGCGCCTTTGTGAATAGTTCAAATTGGTATAGAAGAGTGCCAAGCACCAGTAAGCTACTAAGGCTAGGCATATGGTTTCAAAGTAGTAGGGCGTGGTCATCAAGCTGATAAACTTGATTGAAGCACCGGTAGTTGGAAAGACATGAACGTATAGGTGTTTTAGCAAGGGTTGCTAGCTAGGTAAGTTTATTTACAAGTTGGAAAGGTATAAATACCGTATAAAGTAGTAGGCGCGCAGCGGGAAACTGAAAGGAGTGGAAAGGAGTCAAACCAAAATACATGTTAAAATGCACCCTTGATATGCTTGAAGCTGCTTCACTTTGAATGCCAGAGTACCTATCCAGGGTTATTCCCCATGCTATATACGAGATTTTCAGGAGAAGAACAAAGGCAAAGCCAAAGAGACAGGAGACGGAGCAGGGCCAAGTGACAAATCCAAACAAAACACAGGTTGTTCGACAATTCGCGTATGTGACCGCCTTCGGCCTCGCCCCTTCCATCTCTCAGTGTAAGTATGGGCAAAGTAGGAAACTTCTAGATAGAGCAAGGAGAGTATCGTACGGGAAAAACCAAATCTATACTTTTATGCATTTACTAAGTTCAAAGCATATATGAAAAAGGGTGCGCAAGAACAAAGGGTTGATGTGCGAAGTCAAAACCCATAAAGCAGGTATTCTACACCGGCATACAAATTCATGAAATAAAAGAGGCGGGCCTACACCTTAGTGCTAACGTAGGCTTGAGAGCAGGATGCGTCGTTGCTTGTTCGAAAGTCAAGTACCTCATTTGATCGTATGCCGTGACGAGCCAGAAAGACGAGAAGTAATAAGATTGACGTGATGTGTTGCATATAGATAGCGGACTTCAAAGCGTATCTAAAAAAATACTCTGTATGCTCTGCTCGCAAACAAATAGATTTGAAACTTTTTTATCCCTCTTCTTACTTAATCATACTCAACTTCTTCGCTTGGTAAACTAAACCCTTCCTTGAAAAGATAGGCAGGCTGGGTCATCGTTCAGCCTTTGTAGGTGAGGATTTGAATGAACTTAGCTCGACGAATTTCATTTCTATTTAAGGTAGTTCTTTATTTAGCATTGGAATAAGAGAGAGGAAAGATTCGTCTTGCCGTGTCCTGTATTGCGTGGTGCATTTGCTGCTCTTAAGTTGTGTGAGGGAGGGACCATACTCCCACATTTCCGGAATATAACCTGGGGGCCGGAGTGAAAAGATCTACCATTTGAATACCCGAGGATAGATCCCATTTTCATGGGTTTCCTTTGGCATTTGAGTTAGGATAATAAGTGGCCCCTCTTTTCTGTATCCGCCCCAGCTTCGGGACTTGTTGGTTCTGTTTGTCCAGATAGCTCAGTTGGTACAGCAGTCCTATTTGTATCTAGCTCCGTTAGTTCTGTTTCGACAGCTCAATCCTGTGCTTCCGGGGAAGAGTACTTGAGTTGTCTGGAATAATAGTCCAGTCCCCTTGTAACACATAGGTTTTGCCCTCAGTTCTAGTCAAAGGTTTATACCCCTCTCTTTTAACCTCACTCAAGTATAAATCTAGATTAGCAAATAGAAATTGTGATAGAGATACAGTAACACTCTTTCGACCCCTGTAGCCTTCACCTTTCTAGCGACTCGGTTCGTGTAGATCTTACCGAGACCTGCCTTAATTGTTTGCTTGATAGATTTCAATATCATGTGCTAGTTCGCCCTGTCTTCCGGTACCTTCCGTGTTGTTCCGTGTAGTTCCGAAATCAAAGTCTTTTAATTAAATATAGTTGTTAGGTTAGGTTATGATATACCGTTCTGACTGGCTCATGCGAGTGTTCCGAGTGCTTTTTAATGCCGTTCCTGTGCCTGGTTATTGTCTGATTTGGCTTTCTGACAGATGCTTCTATAAAGTCATGGCTCTCTTCCTTTCTTCTGGCATGCTACTCTCCCTTTCTTTACTACTTCTCCCACTACCTTAACTCTCAGACGTCAATCTCCTATGAATGCTATTTCTTTTACTACTTCTACTCCTCATTCAGTCGTTCATTTGTATCACCTTAATAGTTGTTTAGTACTAGCTATAATTTAATTGAATCATACTACACGTGGGGATAAATGCTCTCAGTCCATTTGCTGTGATACCTTTTCCAGAGAAGTGAACATGCTCTGCACTCTCACAAAGATATTAGCACCCGCCTAAATTCACCGAGGATAGCTTCTGCGAAAAAGAAATTGGCTTGAGTTAAAGAGTGTCGATCTAATCGTCAGATGTTGCTGCTCCAGTCTCTTATATCCATGTACCGGATCAAGGAGAGAGTACAGTTGCTAAAACACACAAGCAAACTAACTATTAGTAGACACAAGCCTATTAGTGTAACAAATCTCAACTCAGAAAAAAGCTAAGATGAAGCTGCTAGCCTTAACATGTGAAATAGAAATAGATGTAAAATATAAATATTCCCTTCCATATATATCCCCAGGTTGTTCATTTCAGTTTTCCATACAAAAGGCAATAAGAGGATCATCATGCAAGAATAGCAGTCAAAGTGTGAACACAAGATCAATATCTGGAAATAAATATCTTTCAGGTGAAGAAATTCACTTCAAATCACTCAACTAATAGCTTGAAGACTCCACTAATAGCTTTTTAAGATGTACTTTACCAAAGGCATCCTTTCCAGTTGAATTTTATCCTTCCCGCCATTCTCAGAAAGCCTAGAGAGACAGAGAGTGGGGGCGCCCTTTGCGTATACGTTTCATTAAATTCTGGACCATCACTTGGGGCTACTCCAGTATGTGCTAATTCTTATTCATGCTTCGTCTATATTGAATGGAGCTCTGATGTTTTGTCACTAGTTTTTCAATATTGCCGGGATTCTAGTCGTATTTCAAAGTCTATCTAGTCATAGTCTTCTCGCTGCGCGCCTTTCCGGATTAGCATTTCTCAAGTATCTATCAAAACACAGAATAGAAAGATAAAAGTGGACAAGAAATGTATACTGATTGGAATTTGTAGCTACACAGTTCTGAGCAGAGTCTACTAATAGGTGGTCAAAAGCTGTCAAATCTAGCCCTTGCAAAATCACCTTTCTCCCTCCCCATCTCCTTTTCACTTTCTATTGAGTAGACTTCTTTTTTCTCTCTTTCCTAGCGGATAATTACTCATTTCTATATTCTAACTAAATAGAACCCTCCATTCGAGGTATGACTTTCTAGTGGGGGAGGCAGTCAATGACGCTTTTTACTACAAATTGACTTTCTTTCTTCATTACTTCGATTTCATAGACCAGCTTCCATTCGCGTTATGAGAGAGATCTTATATATCTGCCTTTAAAGGGTTAGTAGCTAGAGAGTAGAGTTGTGCTCTGCGTGCTCTTTGACCCCATTAAGATGTGTGCCGAGTCCTTCTCCTTACAGACAGCGCTATACAGAAAACAAGAAATAGACAAGGCTCAAGAACAAGACAATCTACTATCCTAACTATACGGCATATAAGAAGAGTCCGGTCTCTGAAAGGTCTTTCCTTCAATTACTGCTTAGAACTATACCGATGGATTACCCTTTGAAAGAAAAGTGCTCTCGTTTAGGGTACTCTTCAGGGTTACGAAACATATAAGGTTGGGGAATAAATATAACTTTACCCATAAGGGAGTTAGGCTGTAGAGAAGGTTAGATCTCATTTCCGGAAAGGAAAGGAAACACCAGCTTAGCTACAACTCAGGGATATGAAACTACCCAGTAAGGAAACAACCCAGCTGCTAAGAAAGAACCATCTACTATAACCCCAAAAGAACTAGATTTCGTAAACAACATAGAGGAAGAATGAAGGGCAAATTATGCCGAGGCAATCGTATCTGTTTTGGTAGATATACTCTTCAAGTATAAGAACCCGCTTGGTTCAAAGCTAGACAGATAGAAGCCGGACGAAGAGCAATGACACGATATGCACGTCGTGGTGGAAAAGTCTGGGTACGTATATTTCCTAACAAACCTGTTACAAAAAGACCCACAGAAGCACGTATGGGCTCGGGAAAGGGCAAATGGTGCTGCTATCCATTGGATGGAGATGCTCGCTGGCCATTACTAATATGGGTACTCTACTAATGTGAGGTAGCTCTACGAATTAGAAGTAGCAAGGATTGGTTGCCAATCTATCAAATAATAGGTATAAATCTACTTTATATTCAATCCGGTTAGAGTATACTGGAAATGAAAGGAGCCACCTTTCTCCACTTATGAGCTCCTTTAGAGATAGAGTAAAACTCTACCCTCTTCCTAATATCGTATTGTAACGTAACGAGCTATCATACGATAGAAATCCATAGAGCCATGTTACCGAGCCAATCCTTAGAGGATTGCCATAAACGCCTGTAGATATCCTACTGAAAAGCACAAAACCCAATGTTGATGATATTTTATACTGTGTTGATTTCGATATTGAAACTTTACTGTTATCAAATCTAAGATGCCATTACGGAATGGTTCCGGGGGAGTGAGGCCAGACAAGCCTCTCTCGAGAAAGTCGGGTTCGATTCCCGAATGTTTACATTATTTGCAATTTCATTCTTGGTTTTGGGGCTTTGTGCTTTCATGTATTGGCTGATGCATCAAGCTACCTTTGACCACTCCACGTTGTTTTTGCTTACCTTGATCACTCTCAGTTGAGACGTGAAAGGAAAAATCTTATTATAGTATGCGTCTGCGAAATTGACTCCCGTTGGACAACTATGACCTTGATTGATTGCCAAATAATGTTACAAAAGGAATGATCATATTCGTTTCGTACTTTAGTCCCATCTATTCACTCGGTGAATGCGGCTACCCTACGATGTCAATCTGATCTCGGATCTAGCTTCGACTGGCGCCAGGCCTCCTGAGATTGGGTGGGCTTTGAGATAGATAATCCCGGTTTCGCCCATAGAGATAGAGAGAGAGCAGAGAAATGAGAAGATGTGGAGTGCATTGAATCGATCTATCGTAGATATTACTTAAATTAATCAGCAATTAGTAAGCTACGAGTTTATTGGCCAGTTTCTTTTCTTTTTCATTTCCAACATTTTTGCCAATAAGGGGCCAATGCTTCAGCTTGGATAGCGCTGTTTGCCACCACTGGTCTTGCTTTGTACTTAATTACAATACCGGCCGGCTTTTTTAATTATAATACAGGTTTCACCCAGGTTCTTACCGTCCCACGATTGATCCACACGGCAAGAAGTTTCTTGGTCACCTCTGGCTAAGTTTTCTGGCATATCGAAGCGGAGAGGTGGGTTAGTAGTATTTGGGGTAATCTGTGTTGCAGCGAGTGTTTTCTCTTCACAGATTTGGGATAGGCCGGAGGTTCGCAGTTTACACGAAGAACCGTGCTTTAGACCAAGTAGGGGAGTCCGTCATGACAGCAATGCTCGAAGGGAACATGCAAGTGTGGGAACCAAGAGTCGAGTCGTTGAATCAGCGTTGGGTGTTCGGGAGAGGTTGCATTTAATGGTGAAGGATCCCTGGGGTAATAATGGGCTTTATGAAGGGATGAACACAGACTCGGCAACATATCCCTTCTGGAAGTTCAGCACTTTCCTTGCTTTTAGAATGCTCTCCCAGGTAGTTGATGTGCGTTACTTTTAAATCTCACTAAAATAAAGCAAGCTTTCCTTTTTCAAAATACCGCGGTCCCTTTCTATTTACTTATGGGTTTCGTCTCTCTCCCTTTAGGCACTGCTTCCCACCAGACAGCTTTTTCTTATTTTGGAAGGGCAGGCTCTCTATTTCTGATATTAAGCAAGGTGTTTTTCTTTTTCTTCAATCCTACTTGTTTAATTCTTCACTGTACTCGTAGAGTTTCAATTATGAACCGTCTGAGAATCCTTCCAATTATTCCTTACTTAGGATCTTTTTCTATCTAATAGGTCAAGAAAGCATATTATCATCTGTGCACAAGTACCCTTTTCTAAGATGAGATTAGATCTGAACTCTACATTGGTAAATTCGATGCACAAAGTTTACAAAAATATTTATTTCTTTAAATCACTTTAACAATAAGTCGTTCATCAATTAGCGTATGGCGCAACCTACTACGAAAGTATTTATAAAATTATTTCTTTGATTCCTATTTAGGAAAGGATTTTCATGTTTGCATTATTATCGAGAAATTGACTTTCTCTTATATATAATAAGTACTTTCTTTATTATTAGTTATTTCATTCACCAGTCGATTTAATTAGTATTTCGTCTTTCCCCTTACTACGGGCTTGCTTTGTAAGCAACTTTATACATGTTCTATTCTTAATTATGAGAGTATTTTTTGGCCTCTTATGATAGGAACTCTTTTCAATAGGGGAATGCTTTATGAAAAGATATCCTTATAGTCCAATAAGAAGCTTCCTACTTGCATCTGGATTAGAGTGTTTCTCGTGTTTGTGTAGCATGACGAGTGAAACACAAGTATTCTTTTAATGTCTAACACTTGGGTTTTTTCAATAATAAACATACCCACCTTATTCTAAATAAAGAACACAGACTACGTCACCTGCTCAAAGCCTATTCCTACTGCCAAATCTCGCTATTCTCCACTAATCCTAGCAAAGAGCGTTAATGTCCCATCTCTTCAATGAGTGTAGTAGAAATTGTTGTTCATGCACCTTCTCTTCTAGCCAATGCTTTTCCTTGACTTACCTTTTATTTATAGCCAATGCTTTTCCTGTACTTAGCGGTCAATCTCGTGCTGATGATAAGAGAATAGTCCTTCTTTTATCACTAACTAATGCATACTTTTCAACCTTTACTTGGTATACAGGTAGGTGCTAGTCCCTGCTTTTGCTCGTAACGTTAGTAGTGTATCTCTCATGCCTACTAAACTAGAAAACAGTTAGTAGTTCCTCACTGAGTTAAAAGAGTAGTTACTCACTGGGAAGATTGACTGATCGTCGTAATAAGAATTGATAACTGGGAATATGAAATCGGGAAAAACTTATTGAGTTGAATTCACTCAATCGTTGGGAGAGAAAACTGAAGTAGGGGCTTTTGTATCCTATCGTCTACGCAGCAATTCGTATAACTGATCTGAAAAGTAATTTGGCTTGCCCGCCCACAGGTTCATCATATGTTGGGATGGCTTAATCGCTTGCATCTGTATATGTTTTGACTTGATTGCATCTTTTTTATTATGTTTCACCTGAGAATTCTTAACTAGCTTCAGAATGATTAGTTGACAGCACTCGATTAAAAGTAGGCAGTTTACTCTTACTTTTGAGTATAATATAGACATTTAGTAGTAGAAGAAGCAGCGGCTCATCTTGCTCGCCTTGGCAGCTTTAAAAACTCCATCCCCTCCTTCGATCAAAGCTTACACCACCCAGTATTTCTGAACTATAGCCCGGCTTTCGTAACTAGTTTATTGAATTGGGCGATGATCTAGAAAAGTTTAATGAATGAGTAGTTGTTTCAACTCCGCATGGCTCGCGGCACTGTTGTAGAATCTATCGTTACTAGTTGAAAGGCATATTTGCGTATATTAGCATCGGTCTTTCGTAGTGACTCGATTGCAGCAAACTAAATAGTGCCAGGCAAGATAGAGTATAATGTGTTAAATGAGATCAAGCCTCAGCCTAATAGTAAGGTCTGCCTTCCGCTCGCCCAGTAGTTTAGCCGTCTTTTGTTCGTGACATTGGATCCGTTTTCTACCTACTTCTTGCTCTTTCTTTGGGTTCGTAACATTAGTAGTTACTCTTCTCGGAGTTTAGTTGAAGCGATATGAGTTAACTGTTTAATAGTAAGCAAGGGCTAGCTCCTCTTCTTTTTCTCATTCTTCTTCAGTAAGTCTCTCCGCTCCGCGCCTGTAGCTGAACACCTTTCAAGTAGCTAGTAGCTGCATTCCTGTTCCGGTAACATAACTCAAGTAGGTAACTCTCACTCAAGTAGGTAACTCAAGTCTGTAGCTCAGAACTCCTGTAGCTAAAGTCTGGGCTCAGAACTCCTGTAGCTAAAGTCAGAACACAATTAAGAAGGCTCAAGTCTCAAGTAGGTAAAAGCTATACAAGTCTCACTCAAGTAGTCAAGAGCTAGAACAGAAGGCGCGCAGCGGGAAGACCATCAATCCCTTTCTGGCCCGACCTGTATCGAAAGCTAGTATGTAAACCTAAAGCTTCCGTCAAGCAATAAGGCGCGGAGCGGCAGAGCGGCGGCACCATACGAGCCAGAGTAAAGCTGTAACAAGGCAAGGCGCGCAGCGTTATCTTGTCTGTTGGAAAACGGAATTGATTCTTACCACGCGTAGGAGGATCAATCAGTTAGTGGGGCTGTGGGCTTATTAGGTACGCCTGCTTATCCCACTATTGACTTGGAAAAGGCTTCTTGTCTGGAGTGGTAATCATGAGAGAGAGGGAGCTGCTGTCTTATAGTAAGGAGCTCTTGGGTCTGTAGCGAGGTTGGGTCATTTACTTATTTTATTGCTGACACATCCGTGTCAAATGCTGAACTGACATCCTTGTAAAGTCTTTTTTTTCATATAGTATACCTACTTCGATCTGCTCTCCTGTCCTGTCCACCAGTTTGATCTTCGCTTCGCGCCTTATCGGGCATCACAAAACTCTGATCTATCTTCTTAAGTGGAAATTGGCTTATAATCTTATAAATAGCGTGCATTAAATAAGTTCATATTCTCTTATAGGATTTTCTATAGAATTGGTGCTTATTCGCCTGTGGCAGCTGTTGCCATTTTAGTATCTAGTTTGTGAGAGTGCCTAGGGTGAGGAACGAACCCAGAGACTCTGTTTTTTGTTCGGGGCTTATTAGATTGGTGGGTAATTAAGAACTTCTGGGATGTAAGCTCTGCTCTCGAAAAAACATATAGAGCAAACAGAGTTTTTTCCCCTGGAGATGACTTTATCTTTTTATGAGTTGGGGTACCTCGCCTTCCAAATCTAGACATGGATTCTGAGGCTGCCGCCTTCCTTAGCATGTACACAAAATAGAATCTATCTGCTTTGACCTCTGCTTTATATGATTGGGTATATTCCTAACCTGGAGCGAGGCCGCTAAGGCTCGAACAATATAGTTAATTACTTAACCTGTCCTTATGTGAAATCACTCACTTTTACGCACTATGCATTCCCCATTTTAAAGTATGTATGATTCCCGGAAATTATACCTTCGTTTTTACTTGACCTAAGCAGAGCGGTACACAATGAGACAAGTTTCTCCTCGTATATCTGGACAACCTGTCAATCGCTCCGCGCCTTAAGCAGTAGGTTCCGGAAAGAGACAAGCTGTGTTTCGCTGCAAAAACCATACTTTTTGATCACTTTCGAGCCGGGAAAATCCAGGTATGCCTTTTTTACCGGGGTTTGATACTGTTTTCATACAATCGGAGAGTCTCCCGAGGCAAAAGGTAGTTTATTACTTTCATCGATAGGGGAATCCTACTTTTTTTCATTGATCGGGCGACCCACTGAGGGAAAATCAAAGTAGGACGTTTTTACCTTTATTACTTTTGACTACTCTTTTCCACTCTATACGTTAGTAGTTACTCACTGGGTACAACCTTGTTCTTTTGAGATGAATCACATTGGATCCGTAGTAAGCCCACTTCCACTCTGGTCTAGTTAGTATTGACACATTGCTGCATCCTTGGTTTCGAACCAAGAAGAGGTATCAACCCTGGAGTTTCCTATCTTTGATCGCAGTGAAGATAAGCCATATTTCCTTCTCGTTGAAAGGACGGGTTCATATATTTATTCTCGGGTAAGCGGTATCAACTCACTCTAACGATTCCTATCTTTGGTTTAGGTTGAAGTAGCAGGTAGCTATAAGTTTCCCATTGTGGGACCTCGGTTTATCATATCTGCGAGATCTGCATCTCTGGAATCGTATATGGTAATTGGACCTTCCTCTGAATTGCGATCTATTGGCGCTGCCCATAGAGGTAAAGGAGGGTTTCCGGGCTCAGAATAGTTTATGTATGGATTTTCCTTCGAATCAGCTTCTCGTTGCCTTTCCTCCTCTCCCGTTGGTCGAGCCCTTCCTCCTCACCGACGAAAGGCACTGCTACGGGTTTGTTTCCGAATTCAATTCATAGATTTGGAATGAATATATTTTTTTCCTAGCATAGGCACAAGCTATAAAATAAAGTTAACCCGTCTACTCCAACAAGCAGGCAAGAACTGCTTCATTCTCGAAGCCAGCCCAATTGAATATTCATAGATTCAATATGCGTCCTCTACATCCTTCTATGCAGAGCAGAGCAGCGCGGATCAGAAAAGAGCGGATGAGTAGTTCATATGTTTCCTCGATGCCCAACCCACGGCTTACTCCTCTAAATGTGCGGGTCCTGGATCGTCCAAATAAGAAAGAGAAGATTGAGGCGAGGAATTCCTCTCCACGCTAATGAGTTGCATCTTTTTTTCTCCATGCAAAGAAGAGATCCTCACCTATATTAAATAGAAGAAAAGATAAGTAGAAGCTCATAAAGGTCGTGGCACGGCTTCGTTGAATAAGAATATGAATTCTATTTCTAACATGGAATGTGAAGATAAGAGACTCTATACTCCTCTGTTTTGTGCATGAAATGCTGATTGGAAGCCGGCGGTCTTCCTCCTCAGAGCTTGACAAGAGTGCTTTATCGCTCTCTTTTGTATGAGTAAAAAACTGGAAGTTGCAGTAGAAGTAGTTGTTTCGGTTCGTTGGTTTCTACTCTAAAGAGTCCTCTCTTTTCTAGCTGAGAAGGTTCATCCGTTTAGGCCCTGAACCGGTCTCATAGCTATCATTGGTTCACATGGTAGGAATGTTCTGCGGAGTAGAGGTAGATATGTACTTATTTTGCTATGTCATTGAGTTTCAGAATCGTTACTTCACATACTACTTCTTTTTTACCTGCCTAGTCGCTCATGAGCCACTCTCCTGTGGCTCCTTTCGCTTGCTTGTAGATGATCAGAGAAGAACAGCAATGACCAGATAGAGATGCAATCGGATGCTATCACAGCTCATTAAGAATAGAAATGTTCCTTTGCACCGACCCAGGACCTATTTGTTGTCCGGTCTACTCCAGTTTTTTTTTTATTATTTTATGACAACTATAACCACTTTTCCTCGAAAATGCTTTCCGGATTATGAATAGATTTCAAACGTGACGGCTAGTGCTGGACCTGGAATTGCTACCCGTACACGTAATTCGTCGGTTCGAAGAATAAGAAGAAATCGCAGATGGGAACTGGTATTTGTATGTGTTTCAAAGTATGATAAATGCAAAGAGGAACTCAACTACGGAACGGGGGCAACCGAACTGTCTTCTTCTAACTGCTTCCTAATTCCCAATAATCCGGTTGAGAAATCTCGGATAGTATAGTCAAATCCAAGAAAATAGATATTTCTGGGTTCGCTATCCGGTACCGCTTCGTTGGCATCCGGTCGAAGGGATGAAAATGGCTCTTTTCGAAAAGGTTGATCGTCCGTTTCCCATGGTTGTTGTAATGGCCCTTTTCCGAGCTTTGAACAGCGTTTCTCGTTTCGCACGTAGTTTAGGATAGGAGGTACAGCCATCTCCTTAACGGGTGCTATAGCTCACTTCTGTAATAGTCAAAGTGGTAGTCTCGGTTCTTTCCTTGCGGATAGGCTATGATGGGCTGGGTATAGCGGAGATAGTTTATAGTTCGTAGTTTCGGCTCTTACCGCGCCTTGGCTTGGAGTGATTGATACACTAGGGACGGCTTTGAACTAACTCTCCCTAACAGTGAAGGCACTCTGATACCATCTTTGCTCTCTCTTCGCCAAAAGAACGAAATAAACAAAACCGTGAAGTATGGAGTTTCAGCCGGAGAAAGCCCATATCCATCTTAAAATCCTTATTTGAACGGGCCTGGGCCAATCCCAGATCAAAGATCCGAAACACATAGAGAGCTGGAAAACCAGTCGATGATAGGGCCGAATCGAACCCAACGAAACACAGGGTTTTCGGGCGGGTAATATCCCTCCCTTCAAAAACTATAAAAACACTTTATGAGCCCGGAAACTAACCTTTACAAAAGAGAATAAGGATCCATGCCCTGGCTTACCAGTTACTACGACAAAAGTGATAAATAAACATGGCAACCACGGCGCTTCATTCTTCGAATGGATAAATTAATACCTCAACTCGACGAGAAGCTGATCCGCTTTCATGGCAGCAGAAGAAGAAACCTGTGGTGGTTCGAGGAAAAGAAGCAAGGGCTGCTAGTTATTGGTGGGAGCCATGCTTCAAGCAGATACACACGATGTTCCTGTAGCAGCATAGTGAACTAATCCAGGGCATGGATGCTCGCGGATACACCTTTGCAAAACGATCCATTCAATACCACTAAAGGTTAGCTTGACATCTCTGGTACCAAAGAGAGCCACAATCTAGGCAACATCCTCAAATTCGGATTGTTCTTATTCTTATTCGGATAAAGCAGAATCCGGTTGTTAGGGATTAGGAAGCCGGTTGGATTACTCTTAAGCGGGGCTTTGCTTCTAAAGCATGTACCATTTCAGGGTGGGAAGGCTTAACCGAACCAATCCACTTCCTGGCCAGGAAAGCATCACCTCGAAAGGATCCAATATCTCTCCTCTCCACGGCATGAGCCGCTTTCCCTGCCTTCCAAGCAAGGTCGAAGAGGAACATCTCGTAAAATCGCATACATAATAATAACCGGGTGTTAGTTATTTTGGAGTTTAGGAATTAGACAGATCACCTGCCCAAGCCATCTAAGCTCTGTCTTCTCTAGAGGATTTATCCTGGGCTTGTTATTTCATTATCTGATCATCCCCACAAGGAATGTATGGTACTCCCAGTTTGACTACTACCGAAGTGAGCCAGGAACCCCTTGAGCCAAGTCCTTTCCAGTCAATACAATACCATCTGCGAATTCGGATTCTAACGATCCCGATACCCCTCTAGACACCCTTTATTCGAGCAATAAACCCGGCAAAGCATATCCACATAAGGCAGCCCTGACTTAACCATACATCTCTTATCAAAAGATAGGAGCGGGAAGCCTTTTGATATTGTTTTAGAACCTCCCTCCCGAGTCCACTAAACCTCTTGGGAAATACCTCTTTTCGCAACTAAAAAGACTCTTTGAACTCCACTTCTTGTGTCCCTAGCATTTCCACTGGATGACCCGCCGTGTGAGGAGATGCTGAAATAATATAATACGGTGATGTAGGCTCATATACTAAAATTCCAAATAGAGGCATAATGAGAGTTCAGAGCACTTCCTGAAGCAGGTACGAACCTTTGCCTTTTGGCTAGGCATCTCGAAAGGACGGAATCCTTAGCATTACATTTGCATCTTGGCTCGGCTTCTCTTGTACGAAAACATACGAAAATTAGACAACTTTTCGCAAACCATGAATACACTTTTTGGACCCATGCCCTAAAGCAAAACCCAGGAGCAGGGTTGTTAGATGAAGAGTATTTATTTGGTAATAGGAAATAGGCAAGTCTCACCCGCGAAATGCATTCCTATCACTTTTCGATACGAAAGATCCAATATGGGCGATCACTACAATTGGGTTTGTTCGAGGCAGAGCTATTAGTCACTTTTCTACCCTTTGCAAAAGGAAGGTTCATTCACTCCTACACTGCCTCATGTGAGAACCAACTGTCTAAGTGGGGATAAGTGATAAGCTTTGATAAGCGTATAGATTTTAATTTATAAGCATAGATGTATTTCTTGGAATTGAAAAAGCGTATCTCATCATTTTCATATTGAATGAAATCCGTGAATTCCATCTCTTGTGGCAAACAAATAGGAAAGCTCAACCTAAACCAACTGCAATAGTGTAGTCTGCGTCAGAACATCCGGGCTAAACAGTCAAAGTATAAGTCTTAGTCTGGGTTACGCTTGCCATAGATTGATACTCTTCCTTTGCTTTGAATATTTCTATTTCGTACGGGAGCATCACTTCTCCCTAAATCCAGAAAACTTCCTTCAGCCCGGAGGCTTTTAACAAATTGGGGCTGTTGAATAAGCTACTAAGATCGAATCGTCCCTGTCGAAAGCTGTCCAATATTTTATACAATCCGATTAAGCCAGATAAGGAAAAGCAGCTAACAGCCTATTGTTCCTAAGAACTTTGACAACCTAAAAGAAAAGTTTTTCTATTTCTATTCTGCCACTGCTTCAACTTACGATAAGGCAAAGGCCTGCTTCTCAACTAATTGCAAAAGCCATTCTTTCAACAAGGACAGAGGTTATTCCAGCTTCTCGATCAAAGATTTATATGTCCCTGAGACTAGTAAAAAGAAAGAATAAGAAGCAAGGGCGCGAGCGTGAAAAATCACATAGCTACAACCTAAGCGAAGGTTATTAGTCCAATGAGAATGGAGATAAAGAAGGACATGAAATCCATTAGCAGCTCTATCAGTTATGTCATGATTGGAATTACTTTTCCAATAGAACAAGAAAGAGATTCATTGAAGTTACTATTACCTGTACCAGTTGTTGTAAGGCCCGACAACAAGATTGACTTACCACACAATTGCTTTGCATACGGTGTATAATAGTGACTAAATTAAAACTCAAGTCAATTCAAAAGTGCAACATCATATACATAGCCTTTGATTTGGAAAAGTAGCTACATTCCAATTTGAGTGAGCATTTCGTTCAGCACTGAATTACAAACACTCTCACAGAGTAGAAGTTCGATCGAAACATCACAAAAAAAAAGATTCTTGACCTGTGAATGAAGAGACACAAAGAGTAGATCTTACACCTCCCGTTCCCATCATACTTGCCAAGTCAGGTATCATATCTCATGATTACAGCTTCAACAGACCATTCTGACCAGTTCACATTAGGACCTGTTTTTCTTTCGGCTTGAAAAAATTGCACTAAAAAGCGTTTCCCATCTAACGATTCCACTATCGTAAAATGGAACCTTCCTAGTACTCAGTCCGATTGCATGAAAATCGTTCTTGAAAGTTCTAACAATAGCTCGACACAAAAGAAACAATTCCCTCTCACACAAATTCTTAATTAGCCAAGCTTGGATCATCGAAATGGCTGGAAACAGTGCTGAATGAAGTGTGACTAGTCAGGCAGATAGCGAATCCATCCCCATAGAATCCTAAGGAAGGGACCCGCTTACCATGAACTCAGTGACGGTGGCCAATGACCCACCGGGCCCATCTTTCACAACTCCGTAAAATGCAAGTGCATTAGGATGGGTCAGCTTGGAAAGAAAGGCTGCTTCTTCTCCAAAATTCTTATAGCTAAATTTAAAAAATAAAGTCGCATGTAATTTAATTTTAGAAAAAGAGAACAACAGGTCTGTTAATAATTATACGGTACCAAAATCTGAGACTGCACTATCCTTTTATGTAATATAATCCGTGTCAAAATACAAACAAGGATAAAAATATGTTATAATTAAAATTACAAGTTTCTCGGTTAGAGATGATTGATATGTGAAGCAGCTCTTCTTAATTCGTTTAATGGCAACATCTGTGCCTCTCCTTCGGCCATGGTAGACTGTCCCAAATGCACCTGATCCCAACACCCGTAGGTCTTCAAGGTCGTTATTTCGTATTATCTGCACAGGGACAGTTTTATTAACAATTGACAAATATTGCAGAAACTGGAAACAAATCAATTGTGGAAAAAATAATGAGGAGGTCGATTCGGCTTCAAACACACACAAATCAAGCATCGATGAAAAACCACAAAGTACCCATTAAATCCCAAACGGGGCCTTTGCCTGGAACAAAGGCATGTATTAAAGTACAAGCTACTGTAATACCTGGACATTGCTTAGAGCGAATTCTCTTCCCAAAGAATCAAATGCAGGTAAATTCAGTTCATGGTCTTGCTAAAAATCTTGCAAAAACATTAAAATATACTGAATTAAGATCCATAAAATATTTCATTTATTTATTTAAAAGACGGCAATGGTACCTCATGCTCTGATGAAGCCAATTTGACACTGCTTATGTCTTCTTGTGAGAAATCTAACTTGGATGGTACTTCCTTAAGTTTTTTGTGCTCCTTTGGGCTATTTACCTCATACTTCCATCTTCACCTCCTTTCTAAAGAATGACCATTAGGAGAGCAGGCAAGCCCACGGTATCCTCCTCACTTCCAGGCTCTGCTGCTTCCTAGGTGAATCGAACTCTCTATCACTCGGAAACAAAACATTCATCGTCAACATCGAATGCAATGGGAATAGGGACAACAGAAGCTGTCTTTGACTTCGCGCCAATCCCACTATAAGATGAAACGACTAGCTAATCGACTGGTCAATGAAATGTGCTCCGGGAAAGATATATACGGAAAATCACAGAGGTACGCGATTGCCTACTATTAGTTCAGTGTTGTAGTCTTGGCATTTTGAAGCAAAGCAAGTGATGTAGTTATTTGAAGCTAGCCCGCGCGAGTGGAATGCAAGCAATGTCAAGTAGCTAAAGATAGCCGAGGAATCGGTTTTTTTCCAGCACAATGAGTACAGTCAGAAAATTGCATGAATATCTGAATCGTCTATTTCAGTTGCGCGTTATCATTACTTTAGCGCTGAGCAGTTTGGACAAGCCCAATCTCAACCCGAAGATCATGCACCGTATAAGATGGGCAGAGGAAGGAGATAGAAACACCCGTTTCTTTCACACTATGGCAACAGTGCGTATAAGGCGTAACAACATCAGCGAGCTAGTTACAGACAAGGGCCAAACCCTCTCCAAGGACTCTCAAATTCAAGGTGAATTTATACATTATTATAAGGACCTATATTATGAAAAACACAATGTGCATTTCCAAGATCCTGTAATAGAGCAGTTTTTCCATAAGTTGGATTTGTGTTTTCAAGGTGAAAGAAAAGAAAGACAATTCAAACCAATAACGAGAAATATCGTAGATGACGCATCGATATCGCTGTTGATTGCAGTTCGGAGTGCTCTTTTCTTTTTCTGTGAGAGCGAAATCCAATCCATAAGTATGCCCTTTTCACGCTGTTTCATAACAAGGAGAATTGGATAGGTGACTTTCCCTTCAGCTTCAGTGCTAAGCTTTTACGACGTATTTGAGAAAGCAGTAGTGCACGCTTCAAGAGAACCCGGCCGGAAAGCTAACAAACTGTCTTGAAACCTGATACCAATAGGCAGTACCACAAGAAAAGAAGCATTCGAGGTGGACCAGGTCTATTTGCACATAAGGTATCCGGTTCTCTTCGTCTATCCTTCAGTACGAGTTATCCGGTGCTTTGGCTTGGATTCCTCCCACCTGAGCATTCTACTTCCCCCTATTGGACATTCTCCTTCCCCCTATTGGACATTCTCCTTCCCCCCCTATTGGATTACTAGTCTCGCCTTCTAGTTACATACTATCTTCTTACAGTGGCTCACCATCTTGACCTTTCCTACGTTCATGCGGGAGCCTTGATTTAGTACTCGGGCTATGCCTATTGCTCTGTTGCCTATAAGTATCATACATATTTATAGGATCTCATCCATATTATCTTATAGGAAGAGTAGTAACTACCTGCATTCGTATATTCCAAAAAGAATAAAAGAAAAAAAGAGAGGGGTCATAATTGGATGCCACAAATCCAATATCAACCAAAGCTGAGCTTAATTTTTGGAACCATGCACGAGGAGCCTGTTTTAACCCATACAAAGATTTGGATAGAAGACATACATGATTTGGATCTGTTAGGGAAGGGAACGAAATTGGATACCAAGGAAGTTCGTGACCTAATAGGAGTGACTGTAGTAAAGTTTTTTTTTTTCGTATATGAGAGAAATTTATTTGTAGCAGTCTGCTCAACGTTTTGATCAGAGCAAAAGCCTGACGTCTATGTCTTCCGATGTCCGCTTCAATTTGGCGTGAGGGATATAAGACCTTCTTTGTGAGTCTGAGTATGTATTTTTGGAGTAAGGTAAGAGAAAGGTGAAGTGGGAAGTTTTTACTGCCTACGAGAATGAATATCATCCATCTTTGTAGTGCTACTCCTACCAATGAAAAATTCTAGCAAATGCTGCCTTGGCCATGAGCGCTGTATAATAAAGAACTGCAGGGGTGGCTGCAGAGGTTGCTACTTGGATGGAAAGGGAAAAATTTCTTACTAAGAGCTGCTTGTTCCGTATCATCTAGGAAGAGCAAATGTGTAAGTATGCGCTTTCCTTTGTGACTTTGATTTAAGTCCCAGCTCCTCGTGTCCTTTTCCATTGATGCCGATGCCGAGCGTAAGCATCTTTTTTTGCAGATGCAGTGCCTAGGAAAAGCCTTCTTTTTTCTACGTTGTTTTCATACCAAAACGTAAGTAAATAAGGCACCGAAAACTGCTTATGAAGGGAACTGTAGGTGGAAGCACACTGTCGAACTAAGGCATTAATATAAGTCTTAAGCAAGATTCGGTCAGTCTTCCTTTTATTAGTCTGAGTGGGCATGATCGATTGAAAATTTGATAAGAAAAGACCGTTGCAAAATTCACTTGAGCACCTCAGATCAAACGAAGTGCTTGTACCAATTTCGCTTGTCAAAAGTCTTTCTACTAAATAGAAATAGAATACACGATCTGCCGCACCTAATTTACCCAACAAACACAATTCGAAATCTTAGAGAACTAGTAGCTTGCTTGGGAAGTAACAAGGGCGATAGCTAGGTAGTTTGGGTAAACAGCATAGGCATTCAATGATTTCGCAAGGGGTGAGTAAACAGTCAAAGGAAAAGTGTATATTAAACCTCATTAGTAAGCCAGACGAGCGAGACGGCACGGATTGCTGTCGCAGTGCTTTTGGGTGGGGGTATGAGATTTTCGTAAAGGCGCGTAGCGGTGTGTGTGCTGTTCGGGTAACGGGTACGGGTCAGACAACCCATGGTCGGAGTAATGACAAGGTAGCGGTTGAGAACGATGTACTAAGTCTTTCGAAGGGCAAAAGTGGGAATAATAAGAATTGGAGAACTCCCTCTGATACTGGTCTGGTGGCGGGGGGTGAACAAGCGTAGATATGATAGTACAGAGTCCGGGTTAAAGATGAATTAAGACCCGAATCAGTTGAAATTGGATTTCCCGGAGAATAATCAGATTCTGGTTATGCCTTCTCGGACCCCATCTCCGAGCGGGTCTAAAACTCGTTATCTAAGCCACGTCTCTCTAGCAAGAGTTGAAAAAATTGAGCTATCATGTTGAGCTTGCTCTTCCTATACTTTAGTAGGAAACCTCTTTCTTTCTCTCAATATGCTGCAGGGTGAGAATGTCTTGTGGCGAGCAGCTCCTGGGGAATTGCTTCGTAAACATTTCTATGTTGTTGCTTTTTCACTACCAAAGAGTAGGCAGCTTTGGATGCTTATGGGAATATTGCTTTGGTAAAGATCTGCTTAGCGTGTGCTTTTTCGGGTGCGACTTAGAATAGATCGAGATAGTCAGACTAGAACGTCGAGAATGTTATAGCGCAGCGAAAGAAGGACATTCTGATCGACCCGCTTGGCTCTCGTTCTGGTTTGGCAGAAAGGAGAAAAGCGAGCAGACGAGACAGTGCGCAGAGATGAGATGATGAAGTCTGCTTAACACTTTACTTGGTTGTCGGAAGGAAAGTACTGTCCAGTCTTTCACTAATCAACTACTCTACTCAACTCAGAAAGTAAAAGACAAGGAAAAGAAGGAAATCCATTCAAAAAGAATCTTGAACTCCAACCGAAGTAAGAAGAGCCGCCCTCGAGGCGGGGAAGAGTCTAAGCTGCCCGTCCATTCCTTCCTATCCGAGTAACATTACCCTTACCCAGTCCACAGTCCTGATAGTGGGGTAAGAACTCAACGGATTTCATCTCATATTAGAGCATAGGCTGTCTTAACCGAAGGAAGAATAAGCGCTTCGTTACGCTACGCTTTTACCGCAGGCTTTCACTTCTTGTCTACAGCAGTGAAAGTACGAGATAATGAATTCCTCTAGCCCTGTCGAGAGGGAAGGTCAAGTAAATCGCTCCAAGCAATGGTTTTGGATCGACCTAATTGTGAGCATTCTCCGCTGCGTTCGCAGATCTCTTGCTTGCCTTTCGCTTGCATCTTCGTCGAAAGAAAAGAAAGGCCCCGCTGGTAATGATAGAATAGATAGAGGAATCCCGTCAGGGGGAATCGGAATATCGCTACCTATAAGTAGGCAGTTTTTTATTGCTTATGTGCCACTACCATCAGTAGGCTTGACCTACTATACTTTATTGGTTGCATATCGCACTTTCTAAACCCGTTCACGCCCGGTGCAACGTAACAAAACCTCTAATTGCATACCTAGCTATTTCTGTACGTTACCTACTCTACTTATCACTTAGCATAAAGCTATGAGCTTATCGTAACTCACAAATCGTGAATTTCACTATTCCTTGTATCCGTGACAACGTGTTTTTTACTACTCCTGCTACTCCCGTTACTCCCATCCCGTCTTTCATATCTCTTGTAAGCCTAAACGGAGTATTGGTTGTTGGCAAAGAACTAGACTCCGTGAACAAGGGTGGTTGACGGTTTTCTTGTTGGTACCAGCAGATTATCGATAGGGTCTTCGTCTTCTCAGATTGTAAATAATATTTATTCTTTTTGGATCTAGTGAGGCAAGGAATTCTGGGAGGAACTCTGCTAAGAGGCAAAGAGGAGTTCGATTCTTAAAGTAGATAATGAGACTAAGGCTGGTTGTTGGCTTATCAAAAGATAATACGGAGGCTTAGGCAAAGATGATTGGTTATATGTATTAAACCTTTTTATTAATATATGAAACTTGGAAGTAGTTCAGTGCGTTGGTAGAGATTGTCTTCTCTCTTCTGGCTTCGGTGCAACACTCTTCTCCTCCGTTAGTAGGCAGGAATTATAAAGTGTTGGATTAAGAGGGACTGTTGCGCGGGTATGTTTCTTTTAGGAAGGGCTGTTTCTAGTAGGTAGGGTTTGTATTATCTATTCTTGGGTCTACTCGTTTATATGTATTTTATTATTAAAGCGAGTCCCTGGCTTTAAGATTACTTATTAAGATTACATCTTCTTGGACTAGGCAAGTATCTAGTTGCTTGACTTTTCTCCAGTCTAGGTTCTCAAGAACTACACCAGGTCCTAGGCGTTCACGCTTCAGGCATGACTTTCTTTCTTCGTTCACCTGCCCGGTCTGGTTAACTTTACCCTAGCTAGCTTTTTTCGAGCGAGTACAGAAAAAGGATTTGAATCACTGAAACGTTAGCTCTGCCGTAGTACTTTTTCTTCTGACTTCTATCTGTTAGGTGTTGATATGATGGAGGGTCAGGGTTCTCCTTGGGTTCCTGGTCCGTTGAGGGTTCAGGGAGATTTGGAGTGGAGTCCTGGTCAGATTGAGTGGACCTGGTATGTTTTGTGCCGTCTTGGAGGCCTTTTGCACAGGGTGCATTTGTTTGGAGGAGTTTCTTTGTCTCTCTTTGAGTACACTTGGGGTCCCAACCTCTTGAAGGCGATGGCAAGCAATTGGAACTATGTGCACAACACTTTTGTTTTGGAGGATCGTGACATCACGATTGATCTTTGGCATATGGGTTGTCTTTTGGGTGTTCCCGTAGAGGGTTTGTTCTACGAGGAGGGGGTTCCACCCGATGTGGAGTTGTATGGAGTTGACCATGATGGTGTTTTTCTTCACTCAGACGCCCTTCGTGCGGTTTTCAGGATTTATTACGAGATTGCCATGTCTCGTTCCTACCGTGGTTTGAGTATAGATGTTCCTTTTGGGGATTGGATTGGATATTTTATGGACCGAGTTTCCGAGCGCGAGGCTGCAGGTTTTGTTAGTCCATTGGAGCCGATCATCACTGGCACAGATAGGACTTATATTCCCACCCGACAGGGAGAGTTTTCTGATTACTCCACCCTTTCTTTGGATGATGAGACTATTTTTACTGCTTTCATAGCTTGGTGGATATGTTATTTCCTAGTCGTTTGTGAGCCAGCTGGATATATCCGACCTGGAGTCTTTGTTGTGGCCAACGCCTTGGTGAATGGTCACAGTTTTGCCTTGGCAGTTCCGGCCTTGGCGAATTTGTATAGATCTATGCGAGAGTTGACTTCTTTGAGAGACCCATCTCAGGCCACTACTGTGATACCCTTGCATATTCTTCATGGTTGGTTTGACATTTACTGGAGGAGATGTTATACACCCTTGACTTCTGCTGGGATGAGGCAGTCTTTGCCGGCTTTGGCTTATATCGCAGGCAGTCGTATTGTTGACCCAGATCCTGCTACAGCTCACTCTTTCTTCTCCTTGAGCACTCAGTTCATCACAGAGTACCGTCCTGAGGCCTTTCTGAGAGGTTGGCCTGCTGGTGTGGACGAGGATAGAGTTCTTCTTGACGCTGTTCCATCCATTCCTGGATCGCGTCCTGGTTTGAGGACTCGCCGCTTCAGGCGAGAGAGGGATTTTGTGGTTAGTACCCGACCTGGATGTCTTCCTTTGAGGTTGGGCGACAGAGTTATCCATGAGGTTTATAGTCCTCACAGATGTGCTTGGCAGTTTGGGTATGACCAGGATATTCCTGCAGTCTTTACCTTTCCCACTCCTCCCCGAGTGACATTGGAGTCATGTGCTGAGCATGCGGCATTCATGCTTCGCCTTGGGACAGGGACGAGTTGTACTGTGCCTTCTTCTTCCAGAGAGGTTCGATTGCTTGGGAGATATGATATTTGGTTCCGGGGTTGGGCCAGAGCGGCTCATGGTCCCAGACTTGCTGTTATTCGGAGGAGGATATATCCTCCGAGGGTTTCTTCTTCTAGGGTTATGAGGAGTCAGGGTGGTGTCTTCAGACCACTCAGGACATACTTTGGCGCAGATGGCCACATGGTTTCTTCTTATGGTCCTACGAGCTATAGAGGACCTCCTTTACCTTCAGATGGGGTATTTCCAGGTATATTTCCCACCTTGTGTTTTTTTCCTTTTATGGTTTGGTTTGATTGGTACTGTCTCACTTTGTTCATTGAAACAGGCCTTGGTGATTATGACTTTGGTCATTTCCATTTTCTATTGGAGGGTTCGCCACCTATGGAGGAGAAGACCTCCATATCTGCAGAGCTTGAGGCGTATCGTCGTTGGGCGACACACATAGGTACCTCATCCTTGCTTCCATTTAGACTTTCGGGTTTTAGTCTTTTGTTGACTTGCTTTTTTTTTTCCTTGTAGGTGAGTCTGAGCCAGTCATTTCTGAGAGTGATGATGACACAGAGCCTTTGCCTTGTCCTTCTCCTTCATATTCGGAGGAGGATATTTCTTCTGAGCTGGGAAAGAGGCATCGTGAAGAGCCTGACTCTCCGGAGGACTCAGAGGGGTATGTTTTGAGGAGGAGGACAGATGACGGTCCTTCTGATGCTGACTTCTCCATGGAGCCTTTATTGACTCACACTTCAGGTACATTTCTTTCTTGGTTTTGGTTTGTCTTTTGGGTTTAGTTTCCCTTTTGGTTTATTTTGGTTTGTTTATAGCTTCTTCCCGACCTCGTGGTTGGGGATGGGGTTGCCCTCTCTATCCCGAGCCTCAGCCTATTGTGGAGGATGTAGAGGAGATTGTGATGGAGGAGATAGAGATTGAGACTATAGATGTTCCTTTTGAGGATATCCTACGCCCTCGTATGATCTCCCCGGCACCTTTCCTTATAGACGCCGACTTGTGGGTGCAGGATGACTCTTTGGCTATCATTCCCGTGACGGTACTGGGTTGCGAGATGGCTCCACCACCTTCTATACCAGCTATTCTTCAGGGTCTAGGTACGTATACCTTTACTCTTTTCATGCATTTGCTTCATGGTTATTGGATTTTGAGTTTCTTTGGTCCAGGTCGGTTGCCTTTCTCTCTGATGGCATTTGACATGGAGCTATGGGTGTCTGGACTACAGGCTTTATGAAAATTCTTGCTTCGTAGTAGAACCCGCTTGCTTAGAATCTAACTCAGATAGAAAAGTTGTAACCGGCCGGAGTTGTTCGCTCATTATCCGTTTTACTAACTCTCTAAAAGCTTTTTCTTACACATTATAAACTCACATGGGGGACTGCCTATAGCCACGGGCACAATCTCAGAGACCAGGAAAGGGGTCGAAGCGCTAGACACTATTCCGGTAGGCGGCCAGATCGAAGCTAAATGGTTACAATCTAACTCGGATGCTTCCTGCTGCACGAGATTAAACAGTTGGGATTATTCCCCAGCAATCAAAGGGATGCGCCTAACGCGCACCGGCTTTCTAAAGGCATCCGGGCATTCATTTCACTGCATTTCCCTCATGAAATCACTGCATGAAAAAGAAGCCATGATTGCATTCCACTTGTCGTTGATAGGACAAGTTCACTGACTATATGCGAGTAGAGACTACAGGCAAGTAGTCTAAAAACAAGTAAGTAATAAGTGGATCCCCCTATAGAGCATAGTGACAAAAGTGCAATTTCGATATGTAAGTATCATATGTATAGAAAGAATGTACTTGCAATGAACTGGCTAAGTCCAACCAACCATGATGGCAGCCTGCCCCCTATAGCCAAAGCAAGCGAGAGCAAATAGTAATTTAATGGAGTAAGGCCAACGCTCCGCGCCAATTATAGACAAGTTCAAAGACTCTATGCTCTGCTCATATAGATATGGGATTCCAACAGGGGTTCATGACAACTATTGTGACTAAGGCAAAACGTGAAAGAAAAAGGCCGCGTTGGTCTGTCTCACCACACATATGGTGGATTCATAGTTCTGATATACCGGTATCATATGTATGTGTATCAATGCCTCTATCAGGCAGCCGGAAGTGCATCTCTTCTTTTTGCAGGACTGATTCCTAGCTCCGTGGAACGAAGAGTTGGAACGAATAGTAGAATGTTGGGCAGCAGGAAGGACTAGTTACAGAAAAGCCAGCCCCAGTTCATTCTGGCTCTTGCATCCGTGGAATGCATAGTTAGCTCCGTTTTCAAGTTAGCTGCTCCCACCCTACCTACTTATTAGCTTGCCCTGTTTCTAATGCGCTGTGGACCTTGCTTGTTGAAGCGCCACTACTGCTTTCAATCCCTTGTAGGTTCGTCTGTCCTGAATAGAACGAAGAGAATGCCTAGTTGGCCTAGCCGAGTGACAAGAGTTTCAAGCCTAGCCTCGTGAAATGACTTCGCTGCGCGCCTACCCTCCCGGCCAAAAGAGGTTAAGGCCTACCTAGCAGGGGGAAATATATACCAGATGCCCCTAAATAATAAGTTGGGCCCCACTACTGCGCTATTGAGCTTGCTTTTTGCTATTGAACGCAGGCTGCGAGACCCAGAATCTTATGTACTCAAGAAAGATCATATATGAACGAATCCTACAGAACCATTTTTGCTCTTAGATGCAGTGGTTAAGACAAAGCTGTGGTTAAGTTCAATCCGTCTAGCTAGCTATATGCTTAACACTAAACTGTCCTCTTACGACATAGCATTGGGCCGCTTCCTACTTATGGACTTGGTGTACCAAGCAAGAAAGTATCCAGTGCTATAGCTAGTGAAAGAAATAGAATTACTAGTTGATCAGGCAGGAACGAAAGTAGTACCCTACGACTGGGTGCTAGAGAGTCGCGGACCCGTAGCAGTTGGAAAGGCAGGTAATGATGGTTCTCTGGCTGGGCTTTGTAAGCTGGACAAGGATTCGACTAGTTCTTCAAGCTTCTCCGTTGTGTCAGGTCAACTAATAAGAGAGAACGTCAAAGACTAATCTTGGGTAAGTGTGTCTTGGCGGGTCAACTAATACTAATATAAGGTCAAAGCCAATATCCTTGACCGGATTCACCTACTTTACTTGATCCGAGACCACTACTCGATTCCTGAGACGCATCCGTTGATTAGCTTTCTCGGTCAAGGACCATAGAATCCGCCGAATAGAAGAAAGGAACTACTCTTTTCATTTTGTCGTAAATAGTGTTAGTTTTGATAATTTAATGAAACTCATAAATAGTGTCTTGAAGAAGGATTCTCGATTTGACTTTTATCATATATAGTGTAGTATATTAAACAGTGGAATCAGATAATGGTTTCTAACTTGTTCATTGAAAAAGCTTCGCCCCAAAGTGCTCTACAGTAGCGTCCCGAAATGGGTCCGTAGTGGCCGGTAACCCGATTCGCCTAAGAGAACTCGTTGGATTCAGTACGCTGAACATATAGTAGAATAACAAGTCACTTTTGATCTATGCTTAACACTGGATCGTTTGGTTATTGAATCAAAAATAAGGAATGAAAAGAATGCATTGCGGGATAGTTCTGTTTTGTTAAGGAATCAACTAAGAAATCAGTGTGTTTTAAAAGTAAAATGAAATAAAAGCGTGAAAAAAAATGAGAATCCTGTCTCGAAAAACTTCTCAAATGCCAGCCAATATTGCAAGAAAAAACATTGATCGTTTTTCCAATCTTGTTACGAAAACGCCAAAAAACAGATCTTTCAAAAACCTGGGAAAGAGGTTCTACTCACGAACCCCAACCCCTGGAAAAAAATATAATTTTCTTATTCTGTCGGGAGTCATGGTTTTTATCATTACGTGTTTTTTGGTTGTGGGTCTAACCCCAGAAAGCCCCTGCTTTTTCAAGCAAGTTGCAAGGGAGCTTTCCCTTTGTTTTTTTTCTTGGATTATCCTCCTTTTATCTGGGTTAAAAACCTTATTTAAGGAATTCTTTGGGTTATCAGCACCCTTAGAAATGGGGGGCGTTGGAAGTTCCGAAAAAGTAGAACAACCCGAATCAAAGGAGGAAGAAAAAGGCACGATCTCGAAAATGGATGGACATGGGGAAAACCCGGGCAGTCCTTGGCCAGCTTTACCCCCCCTCCTGGATATCCCTTCCATTGACGAGGACAACGATGCCTTTGATATCCCACCGTTTCCTCATTTGGTAGAGGCCGAACAAGGTTCGCCGAGTGATGCGCCTCGCAGCACCTGGGAAGAGGGGCAGTGTTCGACAGAAGCGCAAAAGCCGGTTTCTGCTATGCAAATTTTATGGGAACTAATCCGCGAAAAAGAAGCGGAGTTAAATGAAGATTTCACACTGTACAAAAATGATTCCTCGATTACGGATTTTTTATCAGAGGATCCCTCAGTTGACCCAGACGACAGCTATGAAGCGATTCTTCGGGCGGATCAGCTTGCACGGGCCTATGTTAATCGTTATTTCAAAATCTGGAAAGACGCAAATTGCCCTGAGTGCGGCAACCCCGAGATACTTAAAGATATATTTGTTACGTTTATTTGTCGGCATGTGGTAAAGGAACAAGAAAAAAACTACGAAAAAGAAAAACTTTCAATCTTGAGGGAGCTTTTCGAGAGCGAAAAAAGGGATGGAAATGGGAGCTTTAACTTTCAAAAGTTGCTCCGACACCTAAGAATAAATTTCGAAAAGTACAAAAAAAATCCGAAGGCGTAGCTACGGCGGCATCCTTCCCTGGATGTAGACACGAAAGTGTCGAACCAGGTAAAAAAAAGAAGCGGCTTGGAAGCAAGGTCTCCCTACTTCTCCGGTTCGATCCCGGTTCGTTTCTACCAGACGAAAAGAAAATACACACTATATATGATATAATGAAATCAAGAGAAAAAGGAAATATTCAACATATGTGGAAAACTACAAACTTATTTACAGACACTATTGACTACGAAAAAAATGAAATGCAAAACAAGACACTAGTTGATGATAAAAACCAACCACAGCATTACTTCGATCAATAGACTGTGAAGTCAAGTGAAGCTCAGTTCCTTTGTGCATTCCACTTGTCTATATATGATATTGGTGGGTCGCCTTCAATCTCTTCGTACCAGTATTTAAAGTAAGTGATAGAAGTGAAAGAGCTTGGGCAAGAAGTGAGTTCGCAACATTAGTAGTTGCTCACTGAACGAAAAGCCTCATTATTCAAGACGTGAATATAAAGTGTATTGTACTCCCTGAGATCTTTTCCGGGATCTTGACTCGTCGTTGATCAAGGAAGCTATAAGGAAGATGGGTGGTAGGGTGAATGGACATTCGTATCCTCTCCGACTCGTCGGTTAGGAGAGTAGCGACCAAAAAGAAATCATTATAAAGGATAACTGCTGTAGAGAGCAAATGTAGGAAGGAGCAAGTTGGTTTCAATGAGTCATGTGAATTGTAGAATAAATAGGTCAACAAGGCGGGTTAATATATATACGTTGAAAAGCAAGGGGATAAATTGAACGAAATGAAGAGAAATCCATAATCCTATTTTGTATACTATAAGAAAAAGGCACTGAAAACTTGGAAACTGAAGATGAAATTGCAAGTTCCCTACCTATGAAAGAAGCAAGGGGGACTGGTAATCCTACTCTCTGTCTTGCTACCTATGACTGCTTTGTAAATCTGGACACGGTAACTTAACTGTTTGTGTCGAAAGAGACTTAAAACATAGCTTTTAAACTACTAACTGAAGCTATCAGACTAGGGATCTTTTACCGTTACCGCGTAGTGGGCTTCATCTCTTAATCTCTTACTAGCCTCATCGAATACCGCTAACGGTAATTGATTGTGTTTACAGAGTAGCTTCTCCTTAAAACTCTTCCTGATCTGAAGCGCGAGTTGAAGGCGAAATTTATTCCAGAGAATGTCTCGCATTGAGAAGGGAAGCGGCGAACGAAAGCACGAAGCTTCATTCATTCCTCTTTATTACTCAAGTTGTAAAGAGAAATGAAACTCTCTTCGTTACTTACTTGAAATGAAATCCCCCGGCAGGCCTACCACGCACTTTCTTATTTTTTGGTAAGAAACGGAAACCAAGTCGAATGGGTTTGGCTTTATAGCGATTCAGGGATTCAGTCGATCCGCACAGGGTTCTTGCATTTGGATTGATAAAAAGTCTTCTTTACTGATTTGCTCTGATCATAGGTAACGAGTTTATCTGTCTAGCGAATAAATAGGAATAATTCGGTGTGAACGGACCGATTTGAAGCACAAGATTTGAAAGTATTCTCGTGTAATGTTATTGATTGAATTGAAAACTCGAAGACAAAGTTAATCTATAGGGTAGGAGGGAGGGGTATCAAAATAGTAGGCATAACAGTTCCTTTCTACCTGAAGAAAGAACTCCTTCAATAACTCATCGAAAAAACCACTAAAACCACGAAGAAACAAACCACTAAAATAGATGTTTTTCACAAGGGCTAGATATCCATTTATGGAGTTACATATCATCCGGAAAATGAACTTAAATCTATCTCAATAATACCCGCCCGAAATAATGCGAGTCGATACGGCGTTTCGAGATTAACTATTTCTTTAGTTTCTTTCCTTATCTTTTTTAGGTTTGACTCTTTAGGACCTCGAGAAATGACCCAACGGGGGGCGCCTAGCTCGAGGAATCTTGATGTTGTTTGTGTAGCGTGAGGCCCCCCTATATTCACCATTCAGGGTTCGGAAAGGTATGGGCATGGGAACCATGGAGCCAATTAACAACCATACTTGTTAAGAAGCTCCTACTCGGGCAATAATAAAAAAACCCGAGGAATGACATCTAACCCGGCTTGGCAACAACAAGACTGATCTCCTACTTTGAGACATAATTTCTTGGTTGTTCAAGCCGATCCCATGTAGGCGGCTCCACACTGAGTTATCCAAAAACCTATCTGTTTTCTTTAACCTCTTCATGAGGGAAGCTAGAAACTAGAGCTTGTAACTTAACTGATCCCTTTTTTTTATGGTACTGGCACTCTCTCTTTGGTCGAGTCACAGAGCTATGGGCGCTGAACTCTTAACAGAGCGTAGCTCCACAGTAAGACACAATATAGAGGCGCCCTTCCGTCCGCGTGGGGCTTTTTTGCAAATAGACGTATTCCAGAGCACGAAAACAATGACTAAAACAGGATTAGATACTTACTCATCGAGGGGTTCCATCCAGCGACAGCTCCACATTAAAAAACAGGTTATTCGCACTCTGACCTCGTATTAATGTGGTTAGTTCAACAAACATTCCTATTGAAAGGAGAAAGAAAGGAGACAAGCTTGAATTTTCTCGTCATTCCCAACAAAATAATAAGTCAAAATTTCTGTAGAAAAACATAATCCATAACATTACGAAAAAAAATTAGTAAGGTCCCTGCGAAACGTAAAATATGAAAATACAGAGCGTACTGGATACAGAGAGTATAGGATGCATTTTCTTTTATTAAGGAAGCCCTGTTTGGGGATATAGTGCAGCATGCAACCCAAGTTTCATACTTGTATTCGGAATAACATCAAATTTTTTATCAATAAACAAAGCATAAGCTGAAAACATGTACATACCGATTAATGCCAATATTAAATTTTCCTGAGCCGAGTTGTGCACATCAGAGGCAAGAGCTCTGAGGGTAGGTTCCAAGATAACTTGAAGCAGCGAGCGTGACAAATTCATGATATGCAGTTCCTTAAGTGAGCGGTGGACCGCCTTCGGTCCAATTCAGTAGTATGAAAATAAGAAGGATAATCTGATAGGACAAATACATAGCCGCCAAAAGAATCAATTCATCTAACGGAATCATAAATAAAGACTTGTATTGAACTCTAATATTCTTTAATGAGGAAGGTTGTATCTCCACAGGGACAGCTCGAACACCTTGATAAAAAGGCCAGTCATCACTTATAACGCCAGAACGGAAATAAAGAAGCTTAAGAGGGGGGCCCTCCCGTTTCTTATACATTCCACCGCTTGAGTTATGTCTTTGAGATCGACCCCCTGCAATCTTTCGATATTCTTATTTTCCTCGTACTGAGTACGTACTTCTTTCAACCATTGAAACTGCAAATCTTTCTTAATCATTTTCTAGGAAATCCTTTCCTTTTCCACTGATCGATTGAGACTGGTGGAAAGGTACTGCCGAGACTGAGGCGAGTGATATCGATAGGCAACCCTTGAAAGTGAAACTTAGAGAGATCCCAGCACTTTTCACCCAATTAACTCTTTTTCATGGCATAGCTCCTCTTATCCTTTTCAACTCAGAATTAAAGGGCTCTACTTTAATTCAAGCTTAGCTACTTCACTAGATTCCTCTGCCGCTGGCGAGCTTAGAAGTCACGGGACTCTCTGAATTGACTCCAAAAGTGAACTCTTCGCTTTATTTCCTGTCGCTTTACCTTCTTCTTCTTCTACATCCTTTCTCACCCTTTGTTTGTTCTTTCATTTATGCAGTCGGGACTTGCTTTTTGAAGAGGTTGGTTGAAAGGAGAGTGCACACAAGAGGAGGCTTCGTCCAGTATGCTTTTTTCTTCCAGGCCCACAATAACTTATTTCTCTACCCACATAGACATAATAGTTCTTTGTCTACGTTTGTCCATGTTGACTCTATCATCATCCACGAAAGAGACTTTCTCCAGTTGTAGTCCCGAGTAAGAGAAGAAAGCTTAAAGCCATCTATGCATTGTATGCACTAATCGAACCTTACGAGCCTGTTGGAGTCTCCTATATTCTGTTGGATTAGGAAAGTCTGGAATCAGAGTCAGCCAGATGCTTCACCTACCTATAGAAATTCTCAAAGTCTAGGAGACGTCAAATGAAAAATAAATCTATTCTTTACCCCAGTTATATAAGTTGTTTATTTTTCTTGTTAGGCCACAGTTCTTTACTACTTAAAGGGGTAATAAATTACTGTACCTATGTATTATTAATATTACCGGCCACCACAAAGCTTTGTTTTTCAATCAAGATAAAGGATGAGGCTATGGGCATAGCGCAGTACCTCCTACCCTTATGAGCCTAGAAAAAAGAATGGGAGGGAGGAACCAGATCGGAAAAAAGAGGGATTTTACTTTTGAATTGAATTGAATGAAGCATATAATCATATACCTTCCTGCACCATTTTGAACTCTTCCACTGGATCAGCTGTACTTTCTCTCTTGAATCTGGCAACCACCTCCTCTACCAGTATGGGCCAAGGTGGGTGTTGAGTTCCCACCTTGAAACAGCGATACCCTTCACTAGCTTCTCCCAAAAAGTGAAATACAGCTAATCTGGTCCTCAGGTGTTTGATATAGATCGAAGTAGTATTCACATTTGTCGATCCATTCAGAAGGATCACTACCATCAAATATTGGAAAATCCTATCTTGGAAAATTACTTCTATGCCCTTGCATTCCATATTCTTTATTTCTAGTTTCTCTGGCACGCCTCGGATCGTCCAAGTTCATATTTTTGGAATTATTATGCATTCAAGTTATTTTCCTCTCCTGGCACCATTGCCAGCACTTGTACCAGCTCCAGCCTGCCTAATGAAGAAAGAGAAGGAGAGCTGCGTTTCAGAAAAGAAGAAGGGATGAGGTTTTTTCGTTCGTAACATTAGTAGTTACTCACTGGGTACGGGGGACTGCTTGAAACTTCCCTTGGGGCTAGCTGGAAGCTAGTATGTTCCAATCCAAATCAAAGGCGCGAAGCGGGCTGATCGGACCGCTTTCACATAAAGTTTCTCAATGTCCACTACGATCGGCTCGGGGGCAAGCGGAGGCATGAATGGAGGAGCATGCTAAAGTGCTCGCCCTCTATTCGAGGAGGAGTCTCGGGTTTTGAAGTCTCGCTTAGCTCCAGACTGCTGGCACATTTCATACCCTGCTACTTCAAAGACTCATCTACCGAATCCGGCCACACGAACCGCCTGCACTTTCTTCCCTGTGAAAGCATCACACTACCTGTTACCAGTGAGTAAACCTGAGATGAGCTCACTGGCACGCTCTGCTGTACTGTAAGATACACTCTCACTGGGGTTTCCCCACTTACTGGCTCTGGTAACCGATTTAGACTAACTGAGGGAAGTAAAGACAGAGGTCCACGAGATAAAAATGTTTCAAGATGCGCGTTGGGTTTCGGCTCCTGAAGCATTGTGGAGTATTTTTTGGTTTCCTTTGAGTAAGATACACCCTTCTGCGCGGGCCTTGCAAGTACATCTACCGAATGAGCAGACGGTGCGTTATAGTGAGCATGAGAAATTGAGAGATTTAGTTGAAAGAGACAGTGCAAAAAGCACAATGCTGACTGCGTTTTGCGAGAAAAACAAATAGAATATAGTGTGCACGCAGGAAGTCTTTACAGTGAAAGGAATAGGAGGATGCTTCGATTCAATAAAGTCAGTTCTTCGGTTCGAAGTTTTCCTCTCATTGCTTCTTATCAGGGTCTCGTTGGGAGAGGCCAGACCAATGGTCCCTTCTTCTTCTATTACGAAAGATACGCCGACGACCTCATCCTCGAGACCGACCTAATGGAGAGAAGGTTTGGAGCAATCAAGCATTCTGGCTGTCCATAAATTAGGATATGGCCCAAGAGATGTTTATGATCGATATGCTTTGACCAAGCAAGCTAGAATATCTTGAAATAGTGGGATGGCTGAGTTTCAATGGGTAGACCGGGCGGACCCGACGAGATAGACCGATTCAGCGCCTAATCCATTACTGTGTGTGTTTTCACAGAGAAGGGAAATTCCCCAAAAACGCCTTTCCCGTGTAAACTCTGAGAGCCTTGCCACGGTTAACGTCTTGTACTGCTATAGCTATCCCGTGCATATCCCGTATACGCATCTCGTGTGACTGAACTATTTCTATAAGCTTCTCTTGGCTAGGCCTATTCCTAATCACAACTAATAAACCTATTCGGTTCGGTGGTTATCAGCAGCTTGTACCTACTTATACTCTTTCTTCAGGATACGGATGCCAATCCGAATACCTCCCAGACCAGCCCGGAGGAGACCAGCCTGTACGCAAGCCAACGTTTTTCTTTCTTCTTTTTGGTCTGTATTTATATAATAATGATGATCTGCCTACTTAGCTTATGAGAAAGGCTTTTTACCTAATATATATGCATGGTATAGAGTTGTGTATCCGCTCGCTTAAAAGCAAACCCTGCTCGTGCTTGCTTGTCGGATTCAGAATTGGTAGGGTCACCGGCTTATTCAGCTTATTCTGACTCTGCTCCTATATTGAGTTGGTTATATAAACGGAGTACTAATCTTGGTAATGTGGCTTATTATATAGATTTTATTGTCAATTATTGTTTCCGCTCAAATATATTGTATAGACTGGCAACCCCAATGCTTGAAGACATCCTTTTGGTTCTATGGAGAAAGAAAGAGCAAATGAAGCAATTATGGGTCTAACTACCTTGAGGAAGAAATTGTTTGGTGAGTTGGCATTATTTGCATAAAAACAAAGGGTCCTTTTTAAGTTTAATGGCTTGTTTGCTACAATCATAATGTAGGCGCAATGTTCTTCAAATTGAAATAGCAAGAGTTATAAGAAATGTTGTGGGAGAAGTAAAAAGGAGGAGGTTGTGGGAGAGTAAGAGTCTGAGGAAAAGGAGGTAGAGTGACATCTGGAGGCAGAGGTTAAGGTTTGTTTGAGCTTTTCTCATTTCTTCGATTTGGTTGAAGTACTCCATGCAACTCATCTTACTGTAATATTCTGTGGCTAATTGGTGAAATTTGAAATGCGCATAGGCAGTATGAATCTCCTGCCACTGCTTGCATCCCGGACCACACTACTGGAAATAAAGAAGGCTTAAGTGCATCGATAGAGAACCAGAGTGAATCTCCTGGCACAATTGTGCCTGCTGCAAGTAATGTCTATGAAGTTTTCAATTCTAGACCTTCCAAGAAGTTTCAGCCGACAGCTAAAAAAAAGAGAAGGGGCAGGCCTCCTAGAGGAAACGCATAGATAGTGTATTTTCTTATTTATTAGTGTTCTTCTTACTAAAAAAATTAAAAAGAGGGGAGCAGTCAGGCTTTGGACTTTCAGGTACGAGCCTCTTGCCGTCTTTGAAGTGAGGGCAATGGAATGGAACTTTCTTTTTTTTTCATAAAGCCAAAATTACGTTTGTATTATTTTCACTCCTACAAGCAATAAAAGCATGCACTTAGTTACTTTCAGAATCTCCAATCTTGAGGCGGACTACGGCCTCAAATGATTTTGCTTAGACTGGATTCGAACCTGCCTCGGGTCATTAGCCCGATGAGTTGACCAATTACTCTACCCAGCGAGTGGAAGGAACTGGAGCACATTAAAGCGAGTGAATTAACGAGCCAGAGACGAAAACAACAATGAAAATACACGGCTATATGAGTTTCTTAAAAAAGCTAGTTTTCCAGAAAAAAAAAAAACACTCAATAGAATAAAAGCGTTCTTGTACTCCACCTATTGCTTCTCTTTTTCATCTAGTAAGAAGAAAAACCTTATATTCGCCGGAATTATCATGTGAGCAGACTGAACGCGACAGGTACACCGTTTGCTTACTTGCTACATCCGGGTCACACTGCACGGGACATCAACTTCTCACTTTCATGCGCAAAGACTTTTAAAATAGAAGCGAGAAAGTTCTCATTGATAATGGTAGCTGTGAGATGGTCGTTTTGATCACCATGGTTTAAAAGTTCTCCCTGAAGGAAGGTCGAAAAAGACCCCCAACCATACTAGCTTTCATGGCTACAAAAAAGTAAATATGTAAAAGTGGACAAACCATGTTTAATGGATTTATCTATAAATTCCAGCACAGGGCGGCTTAACAAAAGTAACGAAACTGAGAATAAAAAGAAACAAAAAGCTAACATAAAAGAAGATCTGCCCAATCTTTGATGCAAGAATAAAAGAAGCGATGCTCATTCAAGATAATTTCACCTTACTAAATATTTTTTTTATCAACAATAGCCAACGTGGATGTTACAACCCAACCAGATAAAGGGACCGAAATCGTATAGTCATTTCTATTGGTTTTACATCCCATCGCTTCCGGAGCTCAAAATATCTGATTTCAGGATTGAACAAGGTAGGGAAAGAAAGGCTCGCACATGAGATCTTAGAATAAATGACGTCTAATGGATGCAAGCCGAATCTGTGCACGTACAATATACTAACGAATTGAGATATCTGGTGCCAAGGCAGGTAGAAGGAGGCTGATTGCTTGACAGTACATCAGCAACAATGCCTCTTTTGCTTCTGAATGCTTTTCATTCCAGCCTTTCCTTTCACTTCGCTCAAGTGATTAAATACCTTTCGCGAGATCCAAAAAGCGCTTTACTACTCTCCAGTTCTAACTAACACAGTTGCGATAGCGAGTCGGGAGTGAGTACAGGAATTTGTTGAGGTAGCCCCCTACCCCTAATTCGTTTACCGAGAGTCCCCACTTAGCCCAGTAGTCCCATGACCATAAGCTATAAAGGTTGCCCAAGCCTGCCTCATCAACAGTAGATGAGTAAAAGTGCAGAAATTGCATGACCGTTGCAGTTTGAAAGTCTGGTCGAAGAGCAAAGGAAGAGAAGGCAGTTACTCATTCTACCTCGTCAAGTAGAGCAACAAGAACTTTAGTAGTTCATTCATACTACCACGTGCTGCTACGACTCACTTCTACCATTCCATCTTGATACGTGGAAAACCCGCTCTTAGCATACGCGTGAAATAATTTAATTTTCCTCCCTTTTCTTAATAAACTGGGCAAATAAAAGATAAAAAGAAGATAACTAAGCCCTTTAATTCTTGTAAAAATAAGAATATAAGAAGGCGTGTGTAAAGAATAAAAAGAGTCTATCTTAAGGTGCTGCTACTACTATATCTAAGAGTTTAGAAGATATCTAGAAAAGAGATTCAGCCCACATACAAAAGATTCAGGTCGCACTCATGGCTTTACTTTTGTAGTAACTGAATTTGGTAAATGCTCGAATTTCAAATAGGTAGGCACTCGGTCAAACAATCAGTGTACCCCAATTTCCATTGGTATAGAGCTTAAAACAACTTATAGCTTTGAAAGTTCATTGCATGCAATAGGCCCTTCTATCTAAGGCACGGTACTAAGTTTACAAGCTACAGTACTAAGTGTCTGGACAAGCTGCAGCTCTCACGAAAAAGAAAAGTTGTACTGAAGAGTACATAAGGTGTAGAAAATGAAAGCAATAGGAAGGATAGCTTTACTTTCTTTTATTTCAAAGGTAAGTAAACTTTCCCAACTAAGTAGAACTCAAAGTACAAGTCTGCTTCTTGGAACTTAACTACTCTAGCGGTCACTATCTAATAGAAAGTCGGTGAGCCAATACTACTGAATGCAAGGGGTAGTTATATCAATTTTTCTTGGAATAGGAATGAATGCACGAATGCAGCGATGAGGGCAGGAATGCGCTCTTGCCGCAACTAATTCATCTAGGTCTCGATCATATGTGGTTGAGTAAAATGGAATTCAATTCCTCCGAAAGATAAGGATCATTAAGGAAATGGTTCAAGATAACCCCCCCTATTTTATTTTCACCCATTCAGTAAGATACCACAGTCTTCCTTCAACAAGACAGCAGGAAGGCATAGAGTCGAGACAGACATAGAGTCATAGAATCAAGACAGAAAGAAAGCCAAACTAGGTAGGAAAGTCATCAGGTAGGTAAGGCTACTCTCATCACATAAGAAAAAAGAGTAAGAATTCCAAAATTTGACTACGGAGAAGAATCTTGCGGAATAGTCGAACTAGTACGACCAATTAGAGTTCCAATTTATTTTTCAATAGTCCATCCAAGAGAGCGACTTTCCATGCACAACCGGAGAAGGAGAGGATGAAAGGGGCTGGCTGGCATTACTTTGATCGATAGGTTTTTCCTCAAATGTCGATATTGACTCTACTAAGATGAGAGGAGAGTGGAATAAGTGCGGAAAGACAATATATAGATACCTTATCGGCACATCGTTGTTCTGTGCTGTCGGAAGTCTAACGTTCCTATTTCATTTCCTCTGTTTCACGCCTCGGAAAAAAGTACAAAACGAGTACAAAAGAGAAAGAGCCGCTCCCGATGCGAGAATCTAATAGAATAGGGCGGCTCTACCAGACAAGAAAGTCTCATCTAGTGAAGGCAAAGACGCGGTGTAATATTTTTTAGCTAGATATCCAGGGTTTAAATAAATAGAAAAGGCTTCCGATTCCGAGATTATTCAAATCTTGCGCTCCTATCCTATACAATAAAACGCCCCATCCTGAGTGAATTCTTTTCACGGATTCCGTAAAAGGGGCTTAACACTACTCTTAAAACAAGTATCAGATCGCAGCTTTTCGAGTTATTTCCATACTAGGCGTTTATGCTTTCCACAAACTATTGCTGTTCGTAGGCAAATCAATCTTACTTAGTTAGGTGCCGCCCCCATAGAAAGTATATAAAGAATCTCTATTATATGAAGCCCTACTATAATGAGATGAGAGAATCAATCCTAGAACGAGAAATGTTGAAAAGGTATCCCTCGTTTTTCCGCACGTAGAAATTGGACGGTGGTCTGGGTCCGTTTTGCGTAATTTCCAACTTCATATGAGGATTAACCCTTTCCCGGCTGTGAAATATGAGAGGTCAACCACTAAAAGTTGATAGGAAGACCTTGCAAGCAGCGGATTTCACTTAATTCTTTCACACATATTGATTGCTTGTTATTTGTTCTAACAAACTAGAAAAGAGATGAAGAACTTCTCTAGTAAACACTACACTATTTACTTGCTTTTCATTTAACGCACAGGGATTGATTCTGTTCTTTTCGTTCGCACAACTTCTTTCCAGGCTCAGTGACGAAGTCTGAAAAACAAAATAGCAAAACCCAACTTTCCCGGTCTCAGTCCAATTGCTTTCCCTCTTCGACGTTTAGGCAGCATAGGATTGTTCCGCTGGTGTCGGAGGACTGCCAAAGAAAGAGATGCGTGAGGAATAGGTTGCATTGGCGGGGAGAGCACGTGCATTGAAAGCTGGGATTGGTATGTCGTTTATACAGTTTAAGGCTGGCCTAGAAGATTGAGTAGTAGCTCTAGGAATACCAGTAAGAGATAAGGTCGCGTAGCTCTGCTATCAGTTTATAAAGTAGTAGGCTCGCTCCGCTTATTAGCAAGTAAGCTATGAGATTGACAGTAGGAGATCAGATTGGCGAATTCTAGTTACCTGCTATAGAGTTTACGTAGCCAAGTCAGAATGAAAGTGCGCTTGCTTGCTTGTTCGTATTAAAAGGAAGAACGAAACTCAGCTACCAGATATCAAGGTTGAAGATTTCCTACCTTTCAAAGCTTTGACTAGAGATTCGTAACGAGATGCTGGGTAGCTATCGGGAGAGACAGGATTGGGTAACTCAGTCAGTTCAAAACAAAGACCCGATTCGTGATTCGATACTGTACGATAGGCTTACTTTTGGAGATTACTTCTGATACGTAACTAAGTAAAGTCGAGTTAAACATATTCTCTAAATGGATTGGCTCGCTCTGCTCTAGATTTCGTTATGCCAGCCGGAATTACTGCTTTTCCATTCGAGAAATCTGTTGGATAGGCAGAGACTGATTGTTCATTTTGAGGGTCAGTATAGTTGCTTGCATATGTAACCAGAAAGCTTTGATGAAGCCTCAGAGGGCAATTCAATCATGTGTTTAGCTAGAAAAAGTAGAGAGAAAGAAGCCTTTCGCATCTGGAAAGAGGACACGCACTACAACTTCTTATCTGAGGGAGGGGCTTGCTTCTTGTTCAGAACTAAGGCAAATGAATGCTCGCCTACTCATGTAGCTGTCTCTTATTATTTTATTGCGTAATATGAATTGCTTATTCTTAAAAATAAGAGTTGTCCGTAAACTCATTCAAAAAAACTGAAATGAACAGTCTCACTATTCGATGAACTATGGTGGGCCAGGGAACTCGTAGCTTATGCACGCGCACGAGGCATGAAAAAGGAAGAAAGTCATTACATAGGAAAGGAGCACACGCCATAGAGGAATTATCATGTTATGCCTGAAGCACACTGACTTCAGAAGAAAGAAAAGATGTCATCCCAGGAGTGTGTTTTTTCTCATAGGAGAATCCATCCTCTAGTCAAGTTAGCTGTCAGCACATAAATGTCAGTACGTCACTCACCACCTAGCTATTGTATTCCATCCCACTCAAGTACCACTTATGAGGATAATAACTCAGTAAAGGCCGGTTAATAAAGAGTTTTTATAAGAATTCTTCAGTCAATCCGGTAGCCAGGCGTCCTTGTATTGCTTGTAGTTTCGGCAGGGAGGGCGTATTCCGTTTTGTTTCCAACAATTTCATACTTACTACTCCCGTGAAAAGGTTCCGGTGCGTGGCTACTACCTGACCTACTATGGGTCAGTTATAAGGGGATTTTGAAGCAAGCTGAAGTGGTGCGGGGCATACAGCAGGAATTGTTTAGGTAGGGTCTTCGGTGACCAGTCCGGTTCCGCCCCCCCTTGGATAAAAAGAGGTATCCATCTAAAGTCTCTAGGCCCAAAATAACCTGGCCTGGGCATTCGGCATAGACCGAGAGTTTAGTAGATCGGGAGCCTAACAGAACCCAGTGAAAAGCTCAAGTTGGAACCCTACAATGCATAGAGCTATTTTACCGAATACAAGGATTGATTCCTTGGCACCTGATACTGCTGAAGAGAATGATTTAGTGGAGGAGACTGGAGGTACTACGAAGAGTGTTAGGAGGGTGTCCAAACCTAAGCACATTCGTGATTCTTAGTCTCTTGAGATCCGTGAGCGAGACCGAAGCAGGAGAAGGAAGTTATATACTTAATGTACCCGCTTTTTTCTCCATAAGCGCTGGTGCTCTAATACTAATTACTAATAGGCATTCGCGGACTAAGAGCTCTTGTCCGCCTTTTAGGTTGTTGCGCCTTATCCGCCTCTTTGAGGTAATTACCAGTCTTAGTTCTAGCAGTAGTAATGTGATCTTTGCCTTATCCGGATCTATCTACACTGTCTCAGCTCGTGCAAAGCGGTAACTATCTGAAGGAAGGGTACGGAGTGGATCCTCGCACCGAAATCTAAGCGCTAGTTCTGCTTGAACTGGATTCTAGAAAGGCAGTTAGTTCTTTGACCCCAGGAGAGGCAACTCAATAGGAGCTGCTATATAATCTGAATCTGGCTTTGCTGCTTGAAAGCTTGACTTTATTCTTTCTGGTGTGACTGCTTTCTTCCCGGCGGGCGTAGCGGTTTATGGAGTTGAGTTAAGCTTAAGTCCGAGGGCCGGTATCGGGTATCTGTGACATCAATCACTTTTTTAACCTATCTTTTTCCTTTCTTTGAAAAAAAAACACACACAGAATTCTCTTATATTTCAGAATCATCTTTGCCAGCCTTTCCCCTCGGTGCTTAGGACACTGAAAAAAAAGGAATGGCCTTTTTTGGCGTAGCTTGCGTGCAGTCGGATCAAAGTGAAAAACGAGAAAAGTGAGAATTTTCATCTATGCGGTGGCGGGTGAATTAAGCCATTTGACCTTCACGAGCACCACAGGTGCGTTGCTCCTCTTTACTAGCTAGTCTCTATATGAACAAATTAGTGTAGAATCCACTTTTCTGTTTGGCTCCGCCCCTGGACTTTAACCAATTAAGTTTCCCTAGGTATGCTTGAGAACTTTTTCCATTATGTAGTTTTCTATAATTCTTATGACATACGCAATGCTCCATATCACATGGGCCCTCCACATCACGCGGTAGGTCCAAAAGTAGTTCTATTATAGTGTCATGTTAAAATGCAGATTTTTTATATAGATCGGGTTTTGGTATCACAGAGATACTTGTACTCAAAAAGTATACAACAGAAGGGACGCATTGAGCAAATTTAAAGAAAAGGGGCTTTCAACTTCTGAATAGCCTGGATCAGCTTATACTACAAAAGGCTATGGCTATGGAGCGGAAATGGATGCTTAGCAAGGTGCAGGAGAAACCATCTTCACCATCGAGAGTAAGGATCAGTCGAAGAACACCATGCATTGATGGGTGGTGAGGACCCATATTGACTATCATGAGATCTTTTCTTTAAACCGTTACAGTCATATCTTTGACAGCCATATCTTTTCTTCCTGAATTCATTATTGAAAATCATAACTCTATATGTTATCATGAACTCTGATCTATTGTCAATTCAACAAAACTGATGTTTGTACAAACAAATTTCATTTCTTTTTGAGTATTTATTTGAAAATACAAGCTTAATAAATTAGTCGGCTCTCTCCAGTTCGGTCGGGTTCGTGCCTACGGTACAGCGTTTGCCGGCTCAATCGGCGCCTGGCCTCCAGTCTTTTATTATAGATCTAATCTTTCCTGACGCTCCGACCTCTCGTAGAACCTCAAACTCTAGTTCAGGCGGGGAACTTCCAACAAATGAAGCACCCTTATCTCCTCAGATCGCATCTTTACCGTATATTTCTCATCGTTCGCTTGCTCGTCCTTCCGCATCTCCCCACGGGAAATTTAGACTTAACATGGCATGTCTGACTGATTTACCTACGAAGGGCTACATACCACAGCTACTGTACTGCCCCTTCTTTGAAGTCGGCTTGGTAACCTTTCTAGAAACCCATCTCTTTACCTAGATTCAATGCCCAATATCTACATTGTAGGTGTGTGGTGGTTGTCTCATCTTTACTCTTTTCTGGCGCTTGTCAATTCTTGTTGGTGTAAGACTCACAATTCTTTTTTATTTCAGTTTTCACTGATCAGGTGTGTGCAGTATCATTAGACTCCTTCATGCGCGGATCACCCCCAAAACGGGAACCCATCATTGACCGGTTCAACCCCCGTACTAAACCTGCTGTTCCTCACCCTAGGATGCACCTATGAGCTTATCCGGTGCTACTTCCCCGTGCTAGCCGCCCTATTTCACCTAGCTACTCTTGTCAAAAGAGGCCTATCCCTTTTAAAAACAAGTACTAATAAGAACAAGCCTAGCTAGCAGCTATTTCTCAAAAAGCCAAATCCACAGCGTTGGTTGCTGTAACAGTCATAAATGGGCATAAGAAGACGGTTGATGCGAGACTTTCAAGCCCCAAGGCCATACCATAAAAGAAAGCCAAGAGGAGGATCCCAAAGAAATGGTACCAATGGCTAGAAAGAGCTTAATACCGGTCAAACACGTTGTACCACACTTCTCTAAAATGCACCGCGGCCCGTCAATAAATTCTTATTCTTTATTTAAATGATAAAAGTTTGAAGAATAAATCAATCCTATTTATCATAAAATAATGTCTTCTTTCGACACAAGAACAGCCGAGGTCAGACTAAGATCCTCTGCATTATTTACCAACTGGGGTGTGCCAGTAGGGATGGACTCCTTTCTCAAGTAATCAAGGACTTGTGCATGGAGGTCAACCCACGAGGCTAACTCCTGGGCTTTTTATGTTGCCACAGATTTGTCCTGCGCCAACTCACCAGTCCGAAGTTCAAAGGAAGCACGAGGTTCTTCCTATTTCAGCAGAGAGATCTCCTCTTTTCATGAAATTGAATTTCTTTTTTTTCGTAAATAGAGTGTTGATTCAACAGTGGAATCAGCGAATGGTGTCTCATTTGTGATCGAGAAGGCGTCGTCCCAATGTGCCCTACAATAGCGTCCCGAAATGGGTCCGTAGTGGCCGGACAACCGATTTGCCATAAGATCCCTTGTGGGATTCAGTACGCTGAGCTTCACATAGAGAGTCGAAAAAGTCAGAAATGCTATATGCTTAACACTGGCAAGTGTCGCACGTTGTTTTCGTGGAGCTGTTCAGAAGGAAAAGATGCTCTCGCTAAAATCGGGAGTCAAAATCCTCCCACAAGGTAATCGCTTTTGCTGAACCTTACCTAAAATCCGCTTGGTGTGTCCGGGATTCTCATCCCTCTTCCACTCGATTTCTGCTTTATTGCCCCGCCTGCCGGGCGGGGTCCACCCCCCTCTGATAACGACGAGAAAATGGAAATAATATGTTTATCATGAAAAAAATAGAAAGATGGCTTTTCTCCACTAACCACAAAGATATTGGGACTCTCTATTTCATTTTCGGTGCCATTTCAGGAGTGATGGGCACATGCTTCTCCGTACTGATTCGTATGGAATTAGCCCGACCCGGTGATCAAATTCTTGGTGGGAATCATCAACTTTATAATGTTTTAATCACAGCTCACGCTTTCTTAATGATATTTTTTATGGTGATGCCTGCGATGATAGGTGGATTTGGTAATTGGTTTGTTCCTATTCTGATAGGTGCACCTGACATGGCATTTCCACGATTAAATAATATCTCATTCTGGTTGTTGCCCCCAAGTCTCTTGCTCCTCTTAAGCTCCGCCTTAGTTGAAGTGGGTACCGGCACTGGGTGGACGGTCTATCCGCCTTTAAGTGGTATTACCAGCCATTCCGGGGGAGCGGTGGATTTAGCCATTTTTAGTCTTCATCTATCAGGTGTTTCATCCATTTTAGGTTCTATCAATTTTATAACAACTATCTTCAACATGCGTGGACCAGGAATGACTATGCATAGATTACCCCTTTTTGTGTGGTCCGTTCTAGTGACAGCATTCCTACTTTTATTATCACTTCCGGTACTGGCAGGGGCAATTACAATGTTATTAACCGATCGAAACTTTAATACAACCTTTTTTGATCCTGCTGGAGGAGGAGACCCCATCTTATACCAACATCTCTTTTGGTTCTTCGGTCACCCAGAGGTTTATATTCTCATTCTGCCTGGATTTGGTATTATTAGTCATATCGTTTCTACCTTTTCGAGAAAACCCGTCTTTGGCTATCTAGGAATGGTTTATGCCATGATCAGTATAGGTGTTCTTGGATTTCTTGTTTGGGCTCATCATATGTTTACTGTGGGCTTAGACGTTGATACGCGTGCCTACTTCACCGCAGCTACCATGATCATAGCTGTACCCACAGGAATTAAAATCTTTAGTTGGATTGCTACCATGTGGGGGGGTTCGATACACTTCAAAACACCTATGTTATTTGCAGTCGGGTTCATCTTTTTGTTCACCATAGGAGGACTCACTGGAATAGTTCTAGCAAATTCTGGACTAGATATTGCTCTACATGATACTTATTATGTGGTTGCACATTTCCATTATGTACTTTCTATGGGAGCCGTGTTTGCTTTATTTGCAGGATTTTACTATTGGGTAGGTAAAATCTTTGGTCGGACTTACCCTGAAACTTTAGGCCAAATACATTTTTGGATCACTTTTTTCGGGGTGAATCTGACCTTCTTTCCAATGCATTTCTTAGGGCTTTCGGGTATGCCACGTCGCATTCCTGATTATCCAGATGCTTACGCCGGGTGGAATGCTATAAGCAGTTTCGGTTCTTATATATCCGTAGTTGGGATTTGTTGTTTCTTCTTGGTCGTCGCCATCACTTTAAGCAGTGGAAAAACCAAAAAATGTGCTCCAAGCCCTTGGGCTCTTGAACAGAATTCCACCACACTAGAATGGATGGTACAAAGTCCTCCAGCCTTTCATACTTTTGGAGAACTTCCAGCTATCAAGGAGACAAAAAACGCGACGTAAATCTTATCTTTTCAAAATCAAATAGAAACCCATAGGTTTTGGGGTGAGGCGTAGGCCGAAGAATGAATCAAAGATAAGAACCTAAAAGCACTTTTTAAAAGAAAAGAATAACCCAAACTAGGCTGGCTCGCTCCTGTAGCTCACTGGCTCGTTCATGCGCTGGCTTTGTTTTTTGAGAAAAGGTCCCTTCCTTCAATATCATGATTGGGTCGACCAGGTAAGGCCCGATCTAGAGTGAATAGAAAATCGCAAATGTACATTGCAGTTCCTGCGGAAATTCTTTTTTTAATTATACCACTTTTACTAGGAGTAGCCTTTTTAGTGCTAGCTGAACGTAAAGTAATGGCTTTTGTGCAGCGTCGAAAGGGTCCTGATGTAGTGGGAGCGTTCGGATTGTTACAACCTATAGCAGATGGGTTGAAATTGATTCTAAAAGAACCTATTTCACCAAGTAGTGCTAATTTCTTCCTTTTTAGAATGGCTCCAGTGGCTACTTTTATGTTAAGTCTGGTCGCTTGGGCCGTTATACCTTTTGATTATGGTATGGTATTGTCCGATTTGAACATAGGGCTACTTTATTTGTTTGCCATATCTTCGCTAGGTGTTTATGGAATTATTATAGCAGGTTGGTCTAGTAAGACGGGGGGCGGCCGTTCGGTCGCCTATGATAGACGGACCAATTGGTCAAAAATGGGTTTGTGCCGCGGGTGTTGAACGATCTACTCTACACAGGTGTGGGCTTACAGGGCTAGGGCTCATCAACCAACCCTTTCTTTCATTCATCCAAAGAGGTCGGTCACGTTTCCGGGCCTAAGGATCGAGAAGTGGAAGTCATAAAAAAGATATGTTTATCTTCGCACCTCAGATCCAGAGTAAAGGTAGCTTGTAAAGCTCGCCTAACTCCAATTATAGCTGTCTTTTTACCGGCGGCCTTCTTTGTCAGCGCTACTACTAAACGTTGGACCTGACGGCCGGCCTACTTGATGAATGAACGAATTGAAAGGAAAAGGCAAGGCCCACTACAGTCGAAGTAAGCGGCGGCCTTAGCCTACTATTTCTTTTTATTTAGTAGGCGAGCGAGTTAGCGAAAAAAGGGCTGAGGGCGTAGCGAGAGCGTCAGTGCGTACTTAGCCTGCATTCTACTACGTTAAGTTAAGTAAAGTCGTTAAGTTAAGTAAAGTCACAACGCTCGGCGTTCAGAGAGTCAGGGGAAATACCCCACATAGAAGAACCCGCAGTTCACAACCAAAGGGCGTAGCTCTTTCGCTCCCCGGGGCAAAGCCGCTTCGCACCACTTCAAGACGACGACTATATGAATGAAATTTCTATTTAAAAGGCGCTACTTTTTTTCGCAAGCCTTTTTCATTGTCAGCCAACGTTGGTTGGCCCTCGACCCCCTGGGAATCCGTAAATCTGAGAGCATGCCGCAAAATAAAGGATGGTCCCCTACGCATTGAATTCTTTCCGGAACGGAAAGAATTCAAGTACCTTACCCCCCATCATGGTGAACCTCTCCTTGTGATCGGGATGAGGTAGATGCCTCCCAGCCGGGGGGCGGATCGAATCAGAGTTTCCTTAGGTAGCCACCGACCTACAGTTATCCTTAAACTTCTGCGCTTGGTGGAAAAGAAGCGAACAAAGGTACGCTCGCTTGCTGTCTTGTTCTCTGCCGCGGACTGGGATCGCTCGCCAGCTAGGCCCTCTAGAATCAATCAAGTTGGAGCAAGATTGTATGAGAACATATTACCCAAACAAGCACCGGCTGCCTGCGCGAAAGCCTAAAGCACGCGCATCCGTTTTCTTGCAACAAGTAACTACTAATGTCTAGAGTGAAAAGGGGACAAGGGGCGGAACGACCTCTCGATCTACTTACTGCAGCCCAGTACGAGCGTCGTCTAGGCGTGACCTCTTGTTCTGATCTCCCCTACGCCTAGGACGTTGTCTGGGCCAAGAGCCATAGTGAGTTGCTGTTTCTATTTGGTTCTTCTTTCTCGTTGTTGATACCGGCAAGACCCAGCCAGATGATGATGTATGCTGGTTGGTAGTGAGAGGACTCTGAGTACCCGAAAAAAGGGCGCTGGTAAAAAAAAAAAAAAGAAAATGCTGGAGTTTCTTGCTCCCCCTTAGCAGCGGGAAAGGAGTCTATCTATCTGCCTAGCTTTGGTAGATTTCCCCCAACGCAATTCAAAAACGGAAATTCCACGAATCCCTGAGGTGGATAAGTCCGACGACTCAGCAGCAGTGCGGAGGAATGGGTTTTCTTCTCGTCCGGTGGATCTGATCTATAGTGAGGGAGCAATACATACCAAAAGGTTCGAAGATGGAAGGCTTTTCTAATAAGCTATACGTGAGATGAAAATTGTCACAAAGTTGAGAAAAAAGAACGTAATTGAGGCATCAACTAAAAAAAATGAAGAAGAAAAAAGAATTTTAAGTGCAAGTTCGTATGAATGCGAGATAGACATCACGGATTTCTTTTTGCCCACTAAAGCATTGCATTGTTGAGATCTTTCTATCAAAAGGGCAGTTTAGGTATGTATCTCTGTCCATAGTCGTCTCCTATTTTGGAAGACTGAGGAACGCATTTTCTTTTTTTATTGTTCCTTTGATTTCAAAGCAAGAAGCCAGGCCCGGGAGTTGTCTATTCTTTGCCCTTCCATAATTTCATAAATGAAGAAAATCGGCACTCGCGAAGCAGTCAAAATTCGGCATTTCAATTAAGGGGTTCCCTCCAAAAGAAAGAGAAAGGCCGATAGGGATAGCACAGTGGAGCTACATACTTGCACTCCTTTCATGGTTAAGAAAAGTAAAACACTCGCTCCCTACTCACCTCAGGTAGTACTTAACATAGCCAGCACTAACTCAACTGCCAGGATTTTATGAGATAATAGGTTTGCAGCGCAGCGGCTCTTGACCAAAGCCACTATTTTCTTTCATACAACTTGGCAAGGAAGACCTTATTAGAGTAGCTCTTTATCTTTTAGCAATGCCTATGCGCCGATTAGCAATGCAATAGAGTTAAGTTCTCATGGTGAGGCTGGCACTTATTAGTAAGCAATTTATTCTCTCTAGGAAAGCAATAGTGACGGAACTTACTTGCCTTAATAGAATTCCTTATACCTTTGAGTTCTCTTCGGGGTAGGGCGATATCTTTTTGGAGTCCTTTAAATAATCCAGGTATTAGTTAAAATAAACCATTATTTGGCAGCACAAGTTCTTCCTAAGGTCTATGGAGAGTCAGTGAGTGAAGGTATTCGCCCATCCCCTATTATCTAAGAACGCACAGCAAGCTTCTTTTTATTTTTCCGGTGCCATAGAATGGGTGAGGCCATAGATAGCCCCGGGAGAGAAAAAAGCCCACAAGTTGAAGTTTTGTCTCCCGTCCCTACCAAAAGTAACTGATCAACTTACTGTTGGAGTTAAAGAGCATATCTTTTTCCATTATTAGTTCTATCTCGGAGTCAGGCATCCATCTCCCTGTCGCTTGGGAATAAATGCTTCCCCAGCTGCTTACCTTATCAAAACGAAACCTGATAAATTGGCAATTCATCCAGGCTGACACCTCTGAATATATCTTATCTTATCCCTCCCTTATTCTCGGGGAGGGTTCTCGTAGATCAGATAGACCGCACGATAGATGGTAGGAGTCTAAAAGATCGACCACAGGGAGTATGGTGAGTAAGTCTTTGACTCCAAGGCAGAAAAGTATGCAGAGGATAGAAAAAAACTCTTGAACTCACCATAATTACACACGAACATACACAAGAAAAAACTCCATTCCCAATACCATGTCATACGTTACTAGTGGCATGTTCCTCAAGTCCCCCTCGCACTCCACAAGAGTCAGTCAGGACCAGAAGCTACTGGAATGGTTTTCCGCTAGAACCTTTCTAGTGAGAGTGTGTGGCAAAACTAGATATAGTTGTGATTGATTCGCTACGTTACTTGTTGATTAGGTTGCTAGTTTGTTTGGTGTTTCAGTAAAGATGGAAATTCCCAGAGTTCTACCAGGATGCGACACTTCCCCTAACCCATCAAGAAAGACGGGAGGTAAGTGACCATGTTCTCGAATACCAGTCTGCAAGTGAATAAGATCCTGGCTACATAGTAAGGGCCCTCGGAAGATCGCTGATATTAGAAATCGTCTAGATTACGGCGGATCGTTGAAGCAAGGGCAGAGTGCGCGTCAGTCAAAGAAAATAAAGGAGATTGATGGTGGAACTGCTGTCAAGCTTGACCTTTCTCTCGACACTACCAAAATCATTCTTCCAAAGAATTAAAATAGCAAAGACTTAGTACTGCTTGAAGTTTTCCACCTTTTACTGAATGAAATATTAAGAAAGTGGCTTTCTTTGAAAGCAAATGCGCCGCAGCTCAAGATACGCACCAGCAAGTAGAGTCGTAATGGAAGCAATTTCTAGCTATAAAAAGGAAAAGGTGGTTCGCGCAAGGTCAATAAATAGGTTAGCCCTGTGTAAATTGGCATTTTGTCTTAATGATCGAACATCGCAATCAGTTTTTCTTTTTATCTGTTTAATCCGTGCACTGCGAAACCTGCTTCGTAAATATTTTTTCACTTATGAAATTAACGTGTGCTTAGTGAATTGTCATATGTCAATGTATGTAGATGAGTTCAAATCCTTTGTTATAACAACGAACATAATAAGATGTAAAAATAATTAAATAAAAAAGGGTTTCATGCTGAAATGAAAAAGTTTTGACTTTACTTACTTTGTTTGCGACCAACGTTCTTTTTTTCTCTAGTGGAATGCGCTCATTCATTCTAAGATTAGTCCTGGGTTGCACAAGAATATACAGAGTAGGAGCTATCCATCCCCCACCCTATGTCCTGCGGATTAAGAGAAGGTGACGGGAAGGCTAGAGTAGAGAGAGAGAGATTCTCGATAGTAATCGTTATAGATAACTAATTATAAGCCTTAGTACGTAGGATTGAGCCTAAAGTAATCCGTTATGCTGCCAAGTGAGGACGTTTATTCCTTTCTTGCGGAAGAGGCACGCACCAGTATCATCTCCACTTTACTTTAATAGGCTCGTGCATTTGGGTGGGATCATTCTTTTGATTCTGTGAGAGATAGAGAGGTTCCATTCTTTCTCAGATCGTATAGTTGTTCTGCTGATAGCTCAGCCTTCAACCTTGGGCCTTGCCCTATAATAGGGTTTTTTGCTTGATAGCGAGTCTTCCTCATTGTTATCCGGCATGCCCAAGGGACTGGGATTACCTGCGCACTGCCTTCGTCAAACATTACCGGTCCATCCAATTAAGAGACGCACAAAACCTATCTGAAATCTTGAAACTCCCCGGAGAATCCTTGCACAACTACCTTAACCCGGAGATAAATGTGGAACGTGGAAGATTCAGCTGCTATCAACTACTTGACAGACGGACTAAACCATGGGCCTCTCATAGAAAAGCTGGACTGGAAGCCTCAACCAAAATTGAAGAATCTCCTAGTAGCCTGCCCAAGAATACGAACAAGCAGAGCTGCGACAAGGAGCGAGGAGAGGAAGAGAGGGTAGAGCGAGGGAGCGGTTTTTAACGAAATCAAGTTTTCACTAAAGAACTATTATGAGTTCACCAATAGTGAACTAGAGAATAAAACCATGTCTAAGATGACAGAGATGGTCCAAATACTCATGCGAAGTATTGGCATGAGTTACTCAGAAGATAACGTAAAGAGTCTTCGCAGAATCCTTAAGAATTGGGAAACGAAGAAGGCAATTCTCGAAAAGTGTTTTGGGCCCGGCTCCGAGTTCTGGCCACCGAGATAGGTACGTGGGGAACGCCGTTCGTAACAAGGTAGCCGTAGGGGAACCTGCGGCTGGATTGAATCCTGGGGGGTTAAGAAAAAACACACTATATATGAGTTTATGTAAAAAAGACAAAGGAAGTCGTATCGTTTAAAGCGCTCTGGGCCTTGTGTTGTTGGTATGTCGGTTCTATGGCGGCGCATTAAGAGTCTCTCCCGGCGGTTCGAGCTCGGTCCACTAAGTGTAGGGTAGGATGATTGGTTGCACCATCGTAGGAGTTCAAGCGAGAAATATCCATCCGTTACGTCAACTCTGTTGGAGCGGGGTTTAGTACCCAAAGACGAAGAAGACGGACGGGGCACTTCAGAAGTGATGAAGCGGGCACCTTTTAGAGGAGCCTAGCGTTAATCCCTCGATAGACCTACACGCTAGCGAGAGTGTGTGCTGTTAAGAGTGCATGCATGTGTGCCAACAATGTAGCGTGCTCTTTCAGTTTGTGCTGGACTTTCCTGTATTTGACTAAAGCTGACTGTACTTTAGTGTTTTATTCTCATTTGGTCTTAAGTGGTGTATCTTTATCTCTTAAGGGTTGGAATTTGTGTGCGTAGTTCCCCCTACGAACTTAGGCCCTAATTAAGCTATTCTATGGACAAGGAAAAGCTTGACGAGTGAAGAGCAAAAAAGAAGGCTAGACAGTTGCCCGGCTGAAAACCTGGCTTTGAATAGGAAGGAGATGCAGAGAGGTAGAAGCCAAGCTGGAGTTGGCAGTTTGAGCCCGGATATCTTTTGAGTTTCTAAAGCAAAACGGGAGCTCAACCAGGGCCTCTATTCTTAAAGAAGGAGGAACCCTAATCTGGGACCAGCGGCCGGCGGGAGGGAAAGACAAAGTCAATCCAGTAGTCGAAATTCCCTTCAAATCTGACCATTGGACCACCGAACTCAAAGTTGCTTCAATTTGGTGAATTTATATAAGATCGGTTTTCTTGATAGAAGTGGGTTCGGCAGAACCAGGTGAAGCTGATTGTTTCTTCCTGGCGCGTGTTTCAATTTACAAATAATGCGTGCAGCTTTAGTATCCCATTCATCAATCTTGGGCCTTTCTGCTGAAGAGTTGGCAGAGGAGGATGTATATCTTCGAAAACAAAGTGAAAATATTCTCAAGTATTATAAGAACTTAACCTCCCTCATATTTTTATATGTAGAGCTTCACACATACATAAGGGGTTCATAGTAAGGCTTCCTATTGAAATCCCAGCATCCAAGACAACTGCTAGCTAGCTAATCAGGTCAAGGGGAATGTCAAGCGCGTAGGGCAGCAGCAGCTCTGTAAAAAGTAGTAATTGCCTCTTCTAATATTTTGCACTTGAAAAAGATTAGATTAGTAATGCGTGTCTGGAATCCATTTCATAAGTCAAATAGATAGGTGACGTTAGGGAAGGTGATAGGTAAGTGATGTCAATGGCTAAGAGTTTGAGGCATTTTGGCAAGGGGAATTCCTAAGCTTTTCTCTATTCTGTCCAAGCTCTCGCCGTTCTAGAATGCTTTAATTCTTCACTTGCTTGTCTTGAGTCCGATGCTGCGAGTCATAAGTCAACATATCCAGCTCTACTATATATAAAAAGGAAAGCTTTCTATAGCATCTCCCGATGAGGTATGATGTTTATCCGCACTAATTCATAAAAAACTGTATTGAAAAAGGGAATCTATAACCAGTCAGCCCCTAAGGTTGAGCTCTAAAGAGCGGCATCGGAAAGCATTTTCTCGTAAATAGTGTAGTTTTTTCATTTATCTGCGCCCTTAATCCAAATGGGATATTTCTATATAATAAATAAGTATTCTAAACCTGTATGATTCACCGCGAATCGAGATTGGAAAGGAAAGGTCATTCAATTAGAAAAAGAGGAGTAACCCTTGGGTCAAGCGCATCTCCAAATTGGAAACTTTGAGGCTTTCAGCAAAACAGACAAGCTGCCTTTCTTTATGGGTGACCCAATATTGACTGGCAGAATCCTTGAAAGAGAAGGGGAGAGAGAACATGCCATTTCTTACCCAAATTGAAGAAAATCTTGAAGTTAGACTGCGTACTTCCAGCATGGGGATTGACTGCTAAAGTGCGCACAGGATCCAGGGGAGGAAGAGTTCTTTTTTCCCATGCCATCTTCGAGCTCCAGCCCGCCCTTTTGTGGAGCACAGTGGATTCCAAAATAAAATACCAATGCAAGCAAGAAATTTCCCAATGCAATAAAGAGTTTCAACATGTGGTTCCTGTACGTTTGTTTGCCAGAGCTCTCAAGTACAAACTTGAGTCTGACCAAAGTCCTCACTTATGGGATATATCAAAGGAAAAAGCGAAGTCTTGAATGTAGAATAAGTCGAACCTAACGCAGGGAGTTTAGCTAGGTCAGAGCGGCGCATCCATAGCAGACGGTGAGAACGCGGATCTCTTAACAAAGGGAACAACGGATGGATCTCTAAGGGAAAGAGCCGCACTTACTTACAGCAGGACTCGTCTAACAAAGAAAGAAAGGTGGACCTCTGATCCTTATTGACCTGCTTTCGGTGTTGTTTAGCTCTTCATTCATGTATATAAGCTTGATCCGGGTTGTGACGCCGCCCTCGAGGTTGCCAAAATTCCTCTCTCTCTTACATACTCTCGCTAAATTATTTTGGTAAGTTTCCTGCATTCAAAATTTGTTAGTTCATATGACACAGCACTTTGATGTTGAAGCCGAGTTCATTGAGTTTTGGATGCAGGTGTACGCAGCTCTGAGAGAGCAGCAACAAGCTTATAATCTAGAGTATAGTCAGTCAGCTGTGTATAAAAAGCTGGTGTGAAATATCTTGAATGATCATAAAATAAGTTTCCCACTAAGTGCAGCGGAATTGCAAGAGATTCAAATGGAGATATAGAATCATACATACTCTTCAATTTGATGAAAGGTCAGTGTATCAGACCCGTGGTAGCGTAATGAAGTTTTTGGTTAGAGTAGACAAAATGAATACCGAGGGATTCGTGATAAAATAAAGGATGCTGAGATCCAATATATTCTTCAAGAGTTTGGTCAATATACAATTTAGGGCGTAGCTTGTGAATGAATTAAGTCACATGTTGAGTAGTAATTATACATTATGGATTCGTGTGTAAACATTGATTGAACGACTGGAAGCGAGAGTGCTAGAGTATGGTAAGTTTATTAAGAGTCGTAGATGTCATTTTATAAGTGTAGCTTAGAATCAGTTAAGACTCAAGGAATGATATTTTCTAATAAGTTGCCAATAGGAACTCGGTTAGTGCAGTTGATGGAGGAGCGGGAAATTGAATTGCGGTGGGACCTTCCACCATATGATTCTGATCTACGAGAGTAGTATGTAAATCTAATTTTCCGGAATTTGGCCTTCCAATGTAGATTCTGCCAAAGAGAGACTTCTGTTCGGATTCGGATTGTAGGTCTTGGGTGGGCCTTCCCATTTCCTTCGTTCTTCGGCTTGCTGGTAGTGGGCGTGCGTGAGTGCCCCTCTCCTTCTACTGCTGTGAGTGCTGACTCTCTTCCTAATATTGCCGCCCTTCCTTCTGCTGCCGCGTCTGGTGCTGGTAGGCCATAATATGTGTGTGGTTTTGCCGCGGATCTAGTCTGGGAACTTCTGCCGGCTTAGTAAGTCTGAAGCTGCCCTCAGCTCTTGTTTTGGTGTGATGAGTTCAATTATAAATTGGTAGTGTTAAAAGTCTCTAAGAAGAGTCAGAGCGTATGAAAAAATCTCAATCTATATGAGAAAGCTCCAGAAATCGGTACTGTGGTGCTTGCTTCTATAAGCACTGTGTCTCTGGCACTCGGGAGGGACAGTGGACCAGTAATCGGGACTGTGTCCCATAAGCCGGACCAGTGGTATATAAAAGTACTATAACCGCCAAGTCACTATGAAGCAAGCGAAATAAATAGTATGGAATTTTGACCAGATTCGTGAGCCAATCTTTCTCATTTCCATTTGAGCGAAAAGAGATTGATTGTTTCAAGATATTTTCTACCTAACTTACGGCAAGCGTGTTCCCCCTATCTTGGAACTCCTTACACTCCACCGGGGTCTTTGGGTTCGTCACATGCCTTACTTGCTCTCTCTCAGGTAGAAGATCCGGCCTTTTTGAAGGGGAAAGACCTTATTATTAGGCCGGAGAAGTAGTAGGCTAAGCTCCGAGATTGGGTCCGGGCTGGAGCTACTTTTCGCGTTGAGCCAGACTCTTTCACTATTGGTCCAGAACCAGATATAATGTCGTAGAGTGAAGTTAGAATACCTATCACGTTTCTATTTTGAAAACGGGGAAAACCTAATCCAAAAACTTGGTCTGAGGCATCGCTAAACTAATACATTTGTCTCAATGTCTGCTAGGTTATTAAAAAGTACATTCTTAATCTCCGCCATGAGATGAAACCTATTTTCTTTATCTTCTCGGCTGGAATCTACCATGGGCTACACCCTCTTCTCTCTTACCTTCCTTGGCTTATATCTTCTCGCTATCTTGGCTCCATCCTTTTGCCATTCCCAGAAACTAGCGTAGTACTTCTTTCTTTCAAATATTAGAAGTTGGACTATACGTAACATAAAAAGAAGATAGTTTGAGGTGCGCAGCGACATTCGAATATAGGGTGATTTGCTTAGTGTATTCGAATCACTCCACTCTCTACACCTGCCCCAAAGTGCTTAAGCTACAGTGGTAGGAAGGCTCGTAGCCGGCGAAGGGCTAAAGCTGTGTCCTATATCACTTTTTGATTTGATTTTCGTAGGGGGGGCACCACCAGGCGTCGTTAATTGAATCGGCTTTCTTTTCTTACTTTTCGTAGCAGACCGAATAAAGAGAAACATTTATAGGTTCTAGACAGCCAATCTGATTTTATTAATGGAAGCTTTGAAGTCAACTATGGGTGGTGTTTGAAATGGTTTACATATAAGGAAAGGGACTGACCGGATTCCTCTTCTCCTTACTCAAAAACTCGGTCGGGTGGGCAAAGAAAAGGAAAGGCATAGGTAAACAATTAAGGCAAGTAGGCAGAAACGGTATCAAGCTTTCTAGCTGCGGAACACATTAAGGAGGCCAAAGTATTAGGTAGGCCAAATAAAAAGTAGGTAGGTAAACAAGTAAGTGTATCCTGTAGGGGGAGACAAACAGTAGGCTAGGCCAAAGTCTTTGCTTAAGCTACGCCCTTGCTTGTTCTTGAGCGCTCCAATGCGCCTATCTCTTGCAAACAAAGAGAGTCTGATACACTCATCTTTAGTAATGTTCCCGAGGGATATATTCCCATTGATATGGGGCTAGACATATCTGCTTTAAAATAATCCAAGAAAGTGGACTCGATAGAGTTCTTCCGGTCTTCGGTAATAGAAATCTTCCCATGTTTCAAGCAAACCGAGATCTTCGCTATTGTGAGTAAGCTGCAGGGCATTACGCGTTCTCAGATATGATTAGGTCTTTCTTCAGACTCGAAGAGCGTGAGCATTTAGTGCTTTATCGGTTTTATTTCGCTTCCTATTTCCTTATACAAAGTTTTCAGAGCTACTCAATGACTAATTAGATCTACTATTTGCTTTCTCGCATGGGGTGGATTAACTCAATGGCCGTCTATCTATTATTTGTGTAAGTCAGGTGGACGTGGTAAAGTGTTTCGATAGCATAGACCATCGCTTACTACTTATAAATTGTAAGCTCTTACCGCTGCGCGCCTCGGTTTCAATTGCTTTCTAAAAAAAACCGGACTTGAGAAAGGGAATGATTACTCTCAGAGTGAAGTCGTGTTGTCAATGGATTGCCTTTCGCTAGAAAAGCGGGGGCTGTAGAATGATTTTCCCTGGCTGAGGCGGAGGCACTCACTCCAAGATGAGTTAATTGAGTGAGTTGGTTTGCCAGCAAGCAAGGCTGCGAAGAGGGCTGGCGAGTGCTAAGGGGGGAATTTCATAGAGAAATAGAGTTCCCGTCCGTAGTGACCTGGACACGAGATTTAGGGCGAGACGAGCGCAGTAAAAAGTAACGAAAACGCGCCTTAAAACAAAGATTCTATTACGTATCCGAAGTTCAAGCTTGAATTGCACACAGAAGGATCCTTCGCCCTCATTTAGTACAGCTACCCCAAAACCTTTGACGCTTCGTCCCTTTCAATCGCGACTTATTAAATCGATCGAAACCGTCCGCGAGGATAGGCTGGTTTGAGTCAGAAGTGGGTCCACCTTCCTAACCATTCTCGTATATGGTCTATTTGGTAGTCAGTGTCAAAATTCCTCATTCGAATTGACGCTTGAATGATTCCAGGTTTTGCACCTTCTCCGTAGCGAAAGAAGTTTCAACGCGTTGCTGGTCCAACTGTCGAATTCCCACCTTGTTTGAATGGGATTGAGCCTGGCTGGCGCTAGCTTGAGTAGCGGGTAGAAGCTTTCCAGGCCCTAGATGAGAGGTAAGATTCCGATAATAGGTAGAGGGAGCGAGTGGAATGCACGAGTTCTTGTTCGTTTTTGCTCAAAACATGTGACTCGGGTGCCTCCTAAAAAGGTGCAATCCGCGGAAGGAAACACTGGCACACAGGTGCAGCCTACAGTAAAGGTGCTGCACCCTACACCCAAGTTGTATCTTTACATACAGCTGAGAGGTGATAAGGGTTTTCAAGATGAAGGAAGAAGTTGCCACCTAAACTCTAAAGCATTGCAATCCAATTACAATTACAAGAGTTCCGCCTATGAGAAAAGGAAGGCACTGGACCTTGGTCATGACACTAGTGAGAAGCATCTCTCTATCTAATAGACATAGCAGTAATGAGCTTTAACTGAAACTCTTATTCCGCTCTAAAACAGCCTTATGAGTGGTATTCTTCCTTTCCCTACTTAATACTACGCCATATGCTTACTAAAACTTATAAGCTCCAGCTCCACTTGCATATCGGTACGAACAAGCAAAGGGAAAATCTTATTGTTGGCTTACGACTCGGTAAACGGCTTCACTACTACAAGATTGATAACTGGAATGGAATCTCATATCAAGCCTACTAATCTGAGAGCTAGCAACAAACCTTACCTCTTAAAGCCGAATACCTTGGGACAGCTAAATTCAAAGCTGATTTATGAAAGCCAGAATTAACAAAGCTAATCGAGAAGCTAATCGAGAAGCTAATAGCTGACTTGAATTCCCCTAAACGGCATAGAGAAGTTGGAGCAACAATTAAAGCTCTAGAAAAAACTACTGCTGTAAACGCCAGATAGGCTTGCGATTCTTATACCGAGAAGCAAGAGTTAGAACCCCCCTAATTCAAGCAACCGAGGGAGGCGACTACTCAATTAACTACTGGAGTTCTTCTTTGTTGCTTTGAATCTTATATCGGGCAAGGAGAATTATAGCTGGATGGATAGGCTAGGTAGTGCTCTATTTGTCTATGGAATGAATTGGCAGCAGAATTAGAAAGATGGTTGGCTAGGTAAGCTACTACTAGGTAAGCTACTAATAAAGTGCAGGTAAAAGACCTTTTCTTTTTGAGAATCAATGGTGGAAATGCAACGCTCCGCGCCTTGTTCAGCAATACAATTTAGGGTCAATTACGAAGAACCGATTGATGAGCCAGTGAAATTGCATGTGAAAAGATAGAGAAGTTGGGAAAGTAAAACATTGGGCTACAAATATCGAGTTTATTCATAATCACCTTGGCCTCTCTTAACCGCATCCCGAAATCCGTCTTCCATGACTCCAAATTCTGTTTGAGCCGCCTGAACTCCCTATCAGGGTTCAAACCAGCATCTGCTTTGCCCGATTTAACCTCGACCAAGAATTTGACATCATCAGCAAAAACCTGGCTCCTCTGGTCAAACTCCTGGCTCAACCGGTTGATTATACTGAAACCTGCGCTCATTTCCCGGCCAACAGCAGCCCGGGATCCACGGGGCAGGACAAGGGGCATTATGGTCATTTGATGAGGCAGTGGAATCCCACCAGTGACCAAACCACCTTGTCGAGCATGGCGCAGAACTTTTTATCTGAACTTTATACGAAAGAGCAACCCGGCATTCCGGTCTCCATCTTCCAACGTCACGGCTTTCCAGCATTACCAAGCTCGACTGCTCCCTTGCTCTCGCAAACCTTCACAGATGAGGACATTAGGAAGGCGGTCTGAAGCATAGGGTGGTACAAAGCGCCGGGACCTGACGGCCGGCCTGCACGCCGTTTTATACCATTCACAATGGGATACGGTGCACGCATCGGTCACGAAGGGGGTTCATTAAGTTCTACAGCTTAAAAGATCGATAGCAGAAGCAAAAAGTACTTTCATCTGCCTAATCCCTAAAGTACCTGCACCGAAGACCTTTGCAAAATTCTGGCCCACCGGGTTGTGCGTGCAATGTTACATAAAAGATTGTCATAAAAAAGGAAATTGAAGATCTTGCTGCCGGGATTAGTTTCGGGAGAGCAAACCCGCTTCATTCCGGGCCGACATATCATTGAGAACATCGTAATCGCTCAGGAGGTGATGCACTCTTATCATGTTCTGAAAGGCAAGACGGGGTTCATGAGCATAAAGGTGGATCTTGAGAAAGCATACGATCGGCGCAGATATTTCCTCGGGAGACTCTGGAGGACGTGGGACTGCCAGCGTGGATGATAAAACTAATCAAGGAAAGCTAAAGCTCGACTAAACAGGAGAGGAAAGCTCCGTGCTGGGAAAACTGGGGATTTTTCTACTTGGCCTGGCTTATTTGATAGAGCTTGAGGTACTCCTCCAAAGTGCGCTTCGCAGACCTTCCGTCTACTACTATGAATTCTATCACCGAACTCTCATTTAGTGTATCTTTTTCCCGATATTCAACTATTGACTTACCTACCGAGTTATGCTTCTCTTTCAAAACCAACATTCCTGCCTACTTAACAAGCAAATACTGAACTCCCCGTAGCTGAGGCTGGAGCTGGTATTCAGTGGCACACAAAAGCGGGCTCGTCTGGGACCCGAGGATAAGGAGAAAAGCCCAGATCCATCAAAGAATCTCCGACCTGATAAAAATATAAGTAAAATGTTAATTTAGTACGGCGCAAAAGGTTACACAATATTACCCCGAACCAGCATCATCCACCAAAGTAAGATCCCTTCCACCCAGCCCTCATAAACTCAGAGATAGATAGAACGCGGATAAAGCTACATTTTGGCAAAATTCCTAATGAGAGTCAAGAAATTCTTGTTCTGAGCAGGTCATGGATAACTTTTTAAGCATTTGCTTTATTTGCCATATTCTTTATTCCGGTCTTGGTCTTACTTAAATAGTACATTTAGTTTCATTGATTGCGGATTGCCTTTCTACGCTTTCTGCTCTTTTGCTTATTTATCTCTTCAGAGGTCTATAGTAAATCGAGGAAGAAAGGCGCCAGGAAAATGCTATCATTTTTCTAGTCTCCGATCAAAGAATATGCACGTGATTCAAAGGTCGAAGCGGAGTCCTTCGAGTGCCTTTTGTGATTCTCTTCACTTTAGCTGGTGAACCAAGTTCATTGCCAGTGTTTAGTTCTTTTAAGCCTGTAGTTCATGTGGAATTTCGGGATTCCACTGCCGATCAAGACGCCCATGTAGGATCTCTACTAGAAACGAAATCCGGGTTTCCGCTTGCTTTATCTTAGACTGTGCTTGCTTTCCAATCCGGGACAACAAATGCTCTCGATTCTTTTTGCTTTGAAAGCGCAAAGTTTATTTAGGAAATATTTGATTAAACTAAGGGCTAATTGCATGTTTAGGGTTTAAAAAGGCGTGATACCAACTGTGAAATGAGTCTCGGTTCAAGGGTGACGCTTCTGCTCGGTATGTTTACTGGTTGGTTACCCTCGATTTTCAACAATAAAATTCTGTTAACATTTTGCTTTCTTCTTGAATGGTGCCTACCAAATATGGTATCGACCACATGAAAAGCGTAGCATTGGAGAGTCTTCTTCATTTCCTTAGCGAGTTCGGATCTCAGACTTTGCGGGCCTTGAGCTCTTCTGCTTAGCAAGAGTTGGTCGCAGGCGGGATCTTACTTAAATGAAATATACATGAGCGAAAGGCGGGCAGCGACCACTCCTTTCTCTTTTCTCAGTGTACCTCTTACTAGATCTGCAACTCGCAAGGTTATGCAAAAAAGCGCGGATTCTTATTCATTAATGAGTTTCTAGAAGTAGCATTACTGTTTCAGGAATAGGCCGCCTTGTGCTTAGCTCAACTGGATCAGCTGTAAATTCGGTAGAGAAGATAGCTGTAAAGGACTCCGGCAAGTTGAGCGGTCATGGATCGAGCCTAAGTCGGGTTGATAGAAACGATCCGGGATTGAACCGGAGAAGGAAGGCGGAATAAAAAATCCAGTATGAAATACCAGAGAAGGTTGTTCGGTAAGGAGCATAACAGAACCCTGTCAATCGTCGAATACTTTTTTTTCTTTGTGCACAAATACCGCATCGGAACTAAATCCAGCAATGAACTTCATCTGGACAATACTCAAGGTGAGTGACCTAACGCATCGGTCTAATTCCTCTTTATTGTTTCTGTCTTTCGAATCCACTAGACCTAAATCTTTCTACTTCTATGTGTTGCATCTTTCGTTGTGAACACTCACAAAATCCTAGGTGGAGATTTGAGATTCTAAACTCGTTGAATCTGGGCGAAGCGACAGATTTGTTGTTCCGAGGCGCGCAGCGATGGAATTACCAGTCTGTTACCAACCATAAGGATGCCCACTAGTACGACAAATACGAGGACGTGAGCTAGAATGCGAGAGAGATAATAAGGCTATTCTATTTTTAGAGAAGGTTGGATCATCAGACACTGCTGCTGCGGAGCTTTTTATGCAGGGCTTGACTGATCTTATGAATACATACATATTGGTTGGTGGTGATGGTATTGCTCCGCAGTCTGTACCAAACACTGTTAATTCTCACGTAGCCAGAAATGCATCTACACGTAAAAGCAACCACCCCAATTTAGTGTCCAGCCAGCGTGGCAGTTGTGACCACTTTCCTCTCCATGCACCGTGCAGCAGTGCACCCGCACTCTCGTGATGCAATGCGCGGTAATGATAAGTTGAAAGAAAAGGCACATCTCCATAGAGACGAAAGATGAGCTTAAGTTATTTTCAAGACCTCGATTGTGAGAATTAAAGCAGGATATTAAAGCTAGGATCAGAACCATCACCATTTTGGTGTTGAATGCTAGTGGCAGAGAAGAATGAACTCCAGGCTTCATTGAGAAAAACTCAGTAAAGTCGTTGAAACATGCTACCATTTTTCCAATTTGCCAAGTCAACAGATTGCCTTCAAAGTTTGCATCTATCAATCAAAAAGAGCCTCTTCAAATTCCTCCATTGAACCTTCGTGAGGAAGTGCCCCAAAAATGATTTCTTCAGTATGGTTAAAAGTCCCCTAGGCAAGCCATGGATCAGCGGATGTCGTAGAAATCCCCTCACAAAATCCCAAAGAATCCTTTCTTCTGTTTTTGTGCATTTATCCGAGATTCAAGATATCTTAAGACTTTTTGGTAAACAAGAACCAAGCAGCGTCAATAAATGCAAGCTTTTTGGGTGGTTCTTTCTATCTCCTGACCAGAAAAAGCAGATCTTATTGGAGCAGGTATAAACAGCTTTCTCAAATCCCAGCTTCTGAATGTAATATTTTTTATTACCACTTTTATGGCCTCTGTCAACTCTTTTCCATTGCCTTTGTGAACATGTGCTTTGGTCTTCTCTCGGCTTGAAGGTGGGCAGCATTCGTTTGAGTAGGTAAAAGTAGTAGTGGGAGTACGAGTAGTTGATTCTTAAGGGGGAATTATTCTTTTCCATAGTCAGATTGGCCCCGGGCATTTGTTAAAGACTTCGAGTCCGGAGTGGGAAAGCAAGCAGGATAAGTCCAAGAAAAAGGAAAATAACTAGTAGAGTAGGATAACACACAAGTAGAATCAGCTACCAGTCCTACACTCCCAGGTCCTCTTGATGAAAAATACTTCTACCTAAGCATAAAGTAAGGTTAAACCACTATATCTATCTAACTAATTCAGAAAATTTGGCAACTCCTTAAAGCGTTGCGTTAGCAGTCGAACTTAAGCGTCATTCTTGTCCACCTACTACTCCTACAGCATCTTCTTTTCGTACAGCTATGGAACAAAGCCACAAAGAAAGCCCTTTCGTTTAGAAGCCGGAGGAAGGCGAGGATCACGTCAAGTCATCATGCCCCTTATACCCGACTCACGTGCTACAATGGACGGGACAAAGGTCGCGACACGCGCGCGATCCCGCAAGGGACTCCAAAAACCCGTTCTCAGTTCGGATTGCAGACTGCAACTCGTCTGCATAAAGTAGGAATCGCTAGTAATCGCCGGTCAGCCATACGGCGGTGAATTCGTTCTCGGGCAATAGATCATCCTTTTTGATTTTAAAATGTGTGAGCCTGAGTTCTTATCTAAATATGTCGATCCGTTTCAATCGGTCCTCATTATCCAGCCTCTCTACTGCGTAACTCCTCCTGGTTGTTGTCTCTATCTAAGTCGAGTTAATCGTCCCTCTATAAATCCGCTAATTCCGTTTATTTAAATCCCTCCTAAGCCATACTAGGCTATAGTCCGCTAATACTAATCGTTCGTTCTCTCAGTTTCAAATGTCGAGTCTCTTTTTTCAAGTAAGAAGTTCATGGTTTTTTCATCTAGTCTAAATCTGCATTAGTCTAAAAAGCGGCGTTCATTATAGCATAAGTGTATCACTATTTTCTATTTCTATCTAACTATATTGGGATTTCTATGAGAAAAAAGCAAGATATTGAGTTTGTGCAGTCAAGCTAAAGATCGTATTTGGTATCAGTATCAAGTTCCTAATCGTATTGTGTAATGTGTTAAGGTATCAAATGTTTTTTAGTGTATGGCCAAGTGAATCAAAGGGGTTGTCTAATCAATCCTAAGTAGGCTAGTAGATGACTAGTTGACTCTCTCTCAAACATAGCCTAGCCCATAATAAGGCAGAGTGCAGTGGCTTTCCGGAGACCTGCCCTTAAAGTAAGAAAGCTGAGTTACTGCTTCGAAAGTTCGGTTCGAAAAGTACTGACACTAGAGTAAAGCTCTCTCCCTATTTCAACCCAGTGAGTAACGTATAATGTTACGAACAAAAAAGGCTGCGCACAAGTGGATTTCCTATTTGATACTCTCAACTGAGCTACAAGTTCAAAAGTGAACAAAAACAACCTATCAATTCAAGTTAGATTGATTTAAGCATCAACCCTTTTTGCATCGCTCATGTGATTTTAATTCCCTTTTTCTTTTAGCTCAAGTTATTTTCCTTTTAGCGTAGTAAGGGCCCGGATGCATTCTCCACAAGCATCCTCTCATCGGACATCCCTGTTACTCAATCGGGCAATTCAAGTAGCGATGGTTGACCAGTAAACCCATGTTATGCCTTTGCCCTAGGTCGGTTTGAACACGTTGTTCTATTGAAAGCTTATTAGGAAGCAGAGTCTTTACCTTTTCGTTTCTCAATAGGAAGTGTGGTGCCCGCCGTTCAAGCACATAATAGAATCGAATCCACCCGATGTGGAAGAACGTGTTTAGTTACGCTAATCCTTGTGGATTACTTCACTCTGATGAATCATTCTTCTAAAGTCCCCTCCATATGATCCGTACTTTATTTTTCAAGTAAGGCACATTCCACTTAATGAATAACCTTGGCCCCAGGCTTTCCTTTCAAAAGAAGTTATTGAGGGGAAGATAGACTGCCTACCCTTTGAAACTAGAAATAATAAGTGAGACTTGAAATGCCCAGCAGGAGCAAGGGCGTTAGCTTCTATGCTTATTCGGATTTTATTCCGTATGATAAACCCCTTACTGACGTTTAGCCCCACCCAGTAAACTACTTCGGATTTCGAAACTCATTCCCGGGTGCTCAAAAAGGCTTTCCGTTCTTGGCAGTCAGTCAGGGTTGGTATTGATGCTACCGAGCTGTACCAACTCATATTGACCGGGACTCCCAACCAAAACAAGTTTTTTTCTTTATTTCTCCAGATCCATTTCTTGTTGTTTTGGGCGAACGACGGGAATTGAACCCGCGCATGGTGGATTCACAATCCACTGCCTTGATCCACTTGGCTACATCCGCCCCTATCCCCGCGCACAGCTTTCAGTCTCTATCTACGATCAGATCCTTTCTGAACCCATGCGAACTTACTTTATGTCTGATAAAACGTTCCCCTTCGCTTCGGCGTAAAGTGAAAGAATCTCTTTCGCAAATGTGCGCGCAAAGACCTCGATGCTTATTGATAGGGCCCCAGCTTGGGAAGGAAGGTAGGTCTCTTGGTCTATATCCAAGCAAGAAGGTGTGGAGGGTTCTCGATAGGCCGGCGGACCATCCATTGGTTAAGTTGGGGCAGTTTGGGCCACATAGGTCAGGTAATGTTGGAGGAGAAGAAGAGGTCTTGTCTCTATACTACGTCATTTTTTTTGACATATGAATTTGGTTCGTAAGTAGCCCGAACGAACGCTTCAATCGATAGTAGAAAGGGCGGGCATTCCCCTTCAACGAGAAGATATCCACACACAGGCTTAGTTCTGTTTTACAAAAAGGCAGAAATCCATGCATCTACCACTCGTACATGTTGATCATCCACAAATAGAACAATGCCAATTGAACATAATCCATTATTCCTGAAAAAGACTCGTAAGCTCAGATAGTAAAGGCATCAGAATAAGATCCAGGTGTAGCAGAGGAAACATCATGATATCTTGCCCACTATGTTCTTTTGGAGTTATTGACATTATTGACATTCAGATAATAATCCCCGCCTATAGAAATAGTGCTAATATAAGGAATATAGAAAAGTTGTTTAATCACACAAGTAGCGAAGTCATCCATTCCCTAACCCAACGCGTATGGGCTCCATATAAGGACCTGGTACTTAAGCGCTTAGAGTTCCCGAAATATTCCATAAATCATAAACCATAATGTATTTCATCCAAGCCAATCAGGTCAAAACAATTTCCAATCCATTTTCATTATCTATTAAAATACCGGAACAATCCCAGCAATTCCAATTTCCAAACCATTTCTGAATCAATACCTTTTCGACAAAGTCAATGCCATGCCATGCAGAGTAAATAAAGAACAAAAAGCAGTGGAAATGAGCAGATCAAATATGATGCACAGTTCAATCAGATCAATTTATCACAATCACCATTCAGTAAAGAATTCAGAACCCAGATCTAATCTTGATGAACCTTTAGCTCCTCCATGGCGACTGCCACAAGCGACTCCTCCACTGCCACTGCCTCTCCCACCTCCACCTCTACCATTTCTACACATCCTATTCAATTTACTTACCAAATCAATTTCAAACTAAACACTGACCATTACCTTTTGTGGAAATAAAAAATTCAACCTGTAATTCGTGGTCATGGACTGCTAGATCATCTCGATGGATCAAAATCGCCACCTTCTCCTCTGACTGAAGCTTCTCAACCAAATCCGGCCTATGAGCACTGGCTTCGTCAAGACCAGCTAATTCTCGGCTGGCTATTTCATTCTATGACAGAACCAGTAACTAGTCAGGTCGTATCTTGTGACACAGCTCAAGATCTCTGGAAATCCCTCTCTCAGATTTACTCTTCACAGTCCATGGCGCGAGCAATGGAGCTTCGACAACACTTCAATCTGAACGCAAAGGCCATCTCTCCATGACTGAATACCTCAATAAAGTGCGATTTCTTTCGGATCGACTCAGATCCATCGGATCTTACATCTCGGATTCGGATCTTCAGCTTTATGTGCTAAACGGACTTGGCCGAGATTACGATGCAGTGGGAGTTCCCCTATCAAATCGATCCCTGCAAGCGGGTCCCATCACCTTCCCCGAACTCACATCGATCCTGCTTACGCATGAAGCACGACTGCTCTCGCATGACGTTCTTGCACTTTCGGAGTCCTCTACCTCATCTCTTCAACCCGTTGCTCTGCAGTCTTTCTCCTCCTTTACATCTAAGACCGCTATCGGGGGTATCTTGGGCCCATTACCCACTTCGGCGGCTACAAACACAACACAGGCCCATAATTCCTGATCTACTCAACTCTCTTCACCAGGAGCCCAATCGACTGCATTTCTTGTTGGTTCCCAATCTCAGCCACATTTTTCTCGAGCTCCAGCTCTCTACACTGCACCTAGAGGAGGTAACTCTCGTGGACGAGGAAGATTTCATCAGTACAAACCCAAATGCCAAATCTGCAACAAAATGGGGCACTCTGCCTTCAAGTGCTACCACCGGTATTACTCTCTGTACCAGTCTCAGTATAACTCTCAGCCTAGGGAATCAAATGCGCCGCTTGGTCTTTCTTCCTACCTATTTCTGGTGGTGAGTAAAGGAGCTATAGTGATAGCGATCAGGATGATAAGTAGAGGAAGGATGCGCCCTATAGCTCAAGACTGGAAATAAGACTATCAACCGAGGAACAAACACTCCCTAGCAACCACTCCTTACACTCAACTCACTTCTTCTAAAAAAACATACAAAAAAGTATAGCCTTTCCTGCTACCTAAAAGATTGCGGCACAACAACCTTAATGAACTTCGGAAAGAGTAAAAAAAAACGTCCCTCTATTTACGAGAAAGCGAGCAACAAGTATTCCACTCGCTCAACCGTACGTCAAGTTTTCATGAAAAAAGGAATGAATGATAATAAAACGCGTTATGAGCTGCATGAGCTGCTTACTAGCATTTATTTTGGTTTTCCATTTTGGCCTGCTTCATCTATTGCTTGAATACCTTCCCTTTGATCTTTCCCACATGTTTCAACTCAAAAAAGAAATGAATGGAAGAAAAAAAAGAATAAGCTTTCACGGGCAGCTGTTGTTTACCTTGTTTTAGGCTGGCTCCTTTCTTCTCTTGTTTTACCCAGTAAGGATTCAAAGTCGTTGTCGTTGTCATATCGATAGTATTTATTGCAGCTTCGTATGCTTGTTTGTCGTATCACTCATTGCAATCCTGCTTGTCGTACTCAAGTGCTTTGTAATTCGAGTTGATAGTTCCAGTTAAGGTACGCTATCAGCTTGTAGTTTGCTAGGCATTGTCACTCGCTTATCACAATACCAGAAAGCAGTATTCGTTTCGCTAGTCCTATTAGCAAACATGATATAAACCAACAAAAAAGATTTCAACTCGTAAATAAGAATGCAGAGCTGATCTGTAGTTTCTAGAGTTGTAGCTCGGGTTCTAAGATTTGTAATTTAGGTTGCAAGCCGAGTGAATTGCTTAGTCGTTTCGATAATAGCTCATTGAAGTCGTGATTTCGTATCAAAACTATTAGAAAGTCAGCTTATAGTATCAAAGCTAGCTCATTTCCGTAGTGAATAGCCGTATCAGCAATAAGTCGTTTCGGTAGTATTAGCAGCTCAGCTATAAGATTGAGAATAACACCTCAGCTAGTAGTATAAGGAGTTTGAGAAACTTGGTATCGCTTATACAGCTGCCAGCCATAAGGTTCAAAGGAAGATACCAGATTTCTTGCTAAGCATTTCTAGCTGTAGTTTCCTATTGCTTTGTCGTTGACCACGTATCAGTAGTAGCAAGTGCAGTTAAAAGTTATGCAGTTAGAAGAAATAAGTGCGGATAGAGGATTTTTAGTAAGCTATGAGTTTTAAGTGCAGATACCAGATTTGTTGTCAGCTACCCGGCTCTCGCCTATAAGGATTTAGAGTATTGCTTGTTCGTACCCATTCTTTAAGCAAGGACTCAAAGTACGGTATAAGCCTGCTCGTTTAGATGGTATTACCAGGCCAACTAGAAGATGAAAAGCGCCGGAATAGCAGATTGCCTTTTGATTTCTTGCTTTTAGCTCGTAGGTTATAGAGTGGGCGTAACCAAGTGAATTGAATTAAAGGAGTCTCTGTCGTTTCTTTACTATTAGCTAGTACGAGAGAAGATTCCAAGTAAGCTGTCGCTTCGATACTATTAGCAAGGCAGAATGAAACTCAAAAATAAGATTCGCAGATTTACTAGTAGAAAACAGGGAATTAGGCAGGTAAGTAAGCTAATTGAAAGCCATAAGCTAAGCTGTAGTTTAGAGAGTATTACCACGGAGTAGAAGATTCAAAGGCAGCTAGAGGAATAAAAGCAGGGGGTTGGCAATGGTGTAGCTTTTTCCGCAGGAGAACGTCAAAAAAATACGATTTATCGAGGTAAGGACAACGTACAAACAAATAAAACCCAACCACTTAAAGCAAGCACTACATCCTATGAGCTTGGCTAGCTATCTCCTGTTTCCAAGGTTTGTCTTTTAATGCAATTCAGTAATATCCCTTTTTTTGTTTGGCCGCGCAGGGGTTCAGATCCTATGTCCCTCACATAGCTGCGTATGTCCCTCTAATACATGCAATGACACATCATTTTTTCATCTGTGTGATTGAAAAAGACATAAAGGTTCGTCAATATTGTACAGGCGGACTTAAATCACTCACATAAGGAACGAGGTCCTTCACTTAACTGCAACATACCGAATATGAAAGAAAGCACCTACGTTAAGATAACCACTTAAAGCAATCACGTCCTTCACACATTCCCGCACTTACCGGCACTGCAAGCTTATCAAAAAGTCTGGCGCATTGGCGACAAACCGCAAGCCTTTGAGCAATGTAAATTTCTTTTTTAACATCATTGGTTTTTTGGCAGCCATTTTTATGTTTCTACTTTCTTCCTACTAAAATACCATTAGAATGTAACTCTTCCTCATCTGACATACTACCTAACCTTGTATACTGAGATTACGATTTCCTGCGGCCTTATTGAACTTTTCAGTCTTCCTACCCGCTAAACCCACCCTTCTATTAGTAGGGCTGGCCAACTCTCTAAACCCTTTCCTCGGAGAGAACAACTGACCCAAAAGATTATTTTGCTGTTCCCGCCTACCCAACATTACCAGTTCATTCCAAAACCTATGACTGTTAATCGCCTATTCCATTCTAAGGCTTCGCCCTCTTTTCCAGTCAGTGAATTCACCACTTAGTAAAGTCTATCCAACTTACCCGGGTGACCTATTATATACATCACAATCTTTTCCTGAGATTTCCCTAATTCTTGCCCTGCCAACTACAGCAGTTCTAGCTCTATCTTGACAAGCTTAGAGTGCACAAACCTATGGTTATTACTGGACGATTTCACAAGGCTACCCAGCTGCCCCATCCTTTGCAAACGCTTATCCAACCTGAGCTCTGGGTATTAAGGCCGCAGGGCGCTAAGCTTTGGGTTATCAATAAGTTTTCCCATATATGTCTTTAGTTGCTGAATAAGTTTCATCAGTTTCAGCCTGTGTGTCGGCGCTTTTGAAAATACTAGCTGACTAGCCTAGCTTTCTACATCTTTTCATTCCCACCCAGATGCCTATTTTAGAGCTTACCTAGTGAAAGAAACCTTGACAGTTTCATACGCCCTTGATATTTTATGCCCGTGCCCATACACTCCAGTGAATTCACCTTTGAAAGCCGACTTTACTCAATCGCACGCGCCTGCTTCTTCGGCCTATCCTGCTGCTGCTTTGGCAACTACTCTTGCTAAATCGGGGAATGGACACTTCGTGCCTGTGATTGAAGAAGTAAAATCTTTCAAACCGTACCTAGCATCTCTCGCATATACATAAACTCATGCTTGCTTCTTTCTATACTTTTGAGCCTGTCTCTTCTCAGAAACCTGTGAGTGAAGGCCGCGGCAGGTCCCGGTCCTTGACTTCTAGCCTTTGCAAGCACTTATCCAACGTTATCTGGTAATGCTTATCTTGGTGAATCAGTTTACGCTGATAAGTGTGTAGTTACTTGTACTTTGATATTCGTAATATTTATTACTTTAGTTTCTCAGTTATCAGCGTCCGAACTAGCCTATCCTGCTACTACAACTAATCCAGTGAATTCCGAGAATTTTTAGTTACCAGTTCCAGGTTCTGAGTACCTCTTCGGGGCCTTTCTTGAATCTTTATCAGCTTATTCCTATTCGATCACTTACCTGGGCTATCCGGATTCCTCCCCCTACCTTGCCTATTCAACTACACCCGATAATGCACTCTTCTTTCTAGCCAATGCTTCACACCTTGAAAACTGTAGGAAAAATCTCTTTGATCAACCAGTCTATCTGCATAAACGCATTTTTCCAAAGTCTATGCTACTAAATCTCCTGCTTGCTACCCGACTTTACAACGTAAGACATATGCCTAGCTTACTTGACTTGCCTAGTTAGTAGCATCTCTTAGAGATACCGACATATTATCCAAATTTGGGGAACTCTCTCTCTCCTAGACGACTTTCACTAATATCCCGAGAAGTACTTGCTAAAGCTTATTCGCGAGCTTCCCTTGTGACTGATCTAGCCGTCAGAACTAGACCTGGGACGGATCTTGGGTGGAAAACTTTTCCTGTAACGGGATTTTATCCAGTGATACACTACTAATGTTACGAACGAAAAGGGCAAAGTCTGATTGCCAGGATCTCCCTATAATGCATTCAGTGAAATACGGGGGTCATCCCCATCCGTACCCTCCTGTTGGAATTGCTCTACTCCTTCACTTATCTCCACCACTTCCTCCTCGTTCTCCTCAACATCCTCCTCTTATTCCCAAGGGTATCTCCGGGTATTCATTAGTTTAAATTTATTCTCTCTACACTGATGCCCTGGGGCCCATGGCTCCTGACAAGAGTAACACAAATTATTGATTTTGGGGTTGGTGTCTGCATTAGGTTTAGTAGGGTTGTTGTATCTTTTATGCCTATTTGAAAACTAGGAGCCAGGTTTCTTCGAGAGTGAAATTTGATGATGTAGAAGATCAGTTCTGATATTTTTAAGGCACAGATTTTGAGGGATTTTCTTCTTCCCCAACCTCGGAAACAACATCTCCCACGACACACGACCGCAACGAGTTCACTCTTCGCCCCTACTACCTGAATAAGATCCATTCGAGAAACTTCACTGTTTGACAGTTTGTGTTCGAATTTCACACGCCCCTTTATATGGAGCCCCTGAGAAACTTCTTACTTACGGACTACACCTTCGCTCAAAGCTTCTTTAAGGGCTCGCGCCTCTGGCTTTTCGCACGTACTCACCTTTCTTTATCAGCTACCTTGCCTTTGCTCCACCTCTATTTACTACGGACTAGGTTCCAACGCATAAAATGAAAAGCAAGCAGATGAACGAACCAAACGCAGTTTAGTTGAAAAAGCATACCCCATCAACCTCATTCGATCCTGCCGAAGAAAGAGTTTAATAAGCTAGGAAGGGGCCCCCTAAGCTAGAGCTAGAAGGGCTAAGATACAAAGACAAAGTAGGCTAGAGAGAGGCACTAGCAAGACAACGCGCTGCACTCTAATCTAAGCCCCTTAACCCTGACTCTTTGTTGATGATTATGGATCGCTCCTGCCTCTATCTCGAGGTATGTTCTCTTCCACTTACTAAAATATCTCAGTTGCTAAATATACTGCCCTTGCTGATTATACTACAACTTACTACTTTAGTTATCCGATTTGGTTATCCGGGCGATTCGAAACTCAGTCCTCTTGCTTTACACATAATGATGCCTACCAACTTCTCGAAACTAGGCATTGCAATTTACTAAGCGATTACTATAATGGTCCCCTACCTAGATGATATGATCTTGAATTACTAAGAAACGACTTGTTTTTTCCTTACTGAACTCGGCTTTGGCTAGACCGGCTCTTATTCCGGACGGGAATTACTATATGAATACTCGAGCTAGGACATGAAAGCCTGAACTACACCTTTACTAGGGACCGAGGGATGGGCACCTCAAAGATACATGCTTGAAAACTCACTTCCCACGCACAATTCTACTGATGTCTTACAACAAGGACACTCTAAAAGGTATTATATACTCTCATTAACCTCAATATACGAGTCCTATATTTGCATAGAGAGAAATCTGACTATGACTTATTAGACTTCCTACTGAGAAACATGAATCACATATTAATATTCTCACTTATCCTTGCCAACCTATGCACATGGAACTCTTGGAGATCCAGTTTCAGGCACAGAATGAATCCACTAAATAGTACATTCCTAATGCCAGAACTAATTTACTAATACTCATGGATACTTACAACAAAAAGTAGATAATACAAACATAAATTAAAACAATAAATAGATAATACAAACAGACAATCCCTTCAACATACCTTACTGACAGACAATGATACACTGATTAACTCACGAATACGCTTACCATACAAAACTTTAATACGCAACTGTCTCATCCTAGAGGAACGAGACGACACTCTTCCTGAGAAAAACTTTTCTTTTCTTTATTACCAAAACGGACAACACGCTAGAGACGTCTGATCGACAAACTTAACTTATTAGATCGGGGTGATACTTTAAAAAATGATTATTATCCTTGGGATAACTGAGATTTTCACTTTACTACTCTGCGCTAACGGCTATTAACAAAAAACTACTCGGCCCCACGGATATTAACACTTGATACATCCATCAATGAACACTTGATCCTTCCTATGAAACTTTATCCAGGAATTCACACTTTAGACATACTCTAAATAGCACTTCCTAGAAATGCAACTTTAGACTTTACATAATTCACACTCATACTATCCTATATTTTACTTTACACTCAATAAACTTTAGAAATATTATGCCGGGTTTTTGACAATTCGAGTGTACTTAACACAACCTGACTTTACCACTCATATTGACATGCTTGACCTAGTGAAACCGGAGACGGAATTAACTGAAACAAGTAGACATACAAGCAGGCAACTTCACTTTACGCAGTTCGATAAAAACATGCTACTTCCTACTATAAAAATTCTGCTATTACTGCCCGCCAGAGCAGGAAGGCCTTGCTTAAGCCTCCTGGGAATCAATTACACCCACAACTTTGCCACTTCCACGCTTTCCGATTAATTATCTCATCCGAAACTTAATATCAATTCTGATTACCAAACTCGGATTTGACGGTAAAGGCCCGCGGAAGAGTAAGACATGAGCGCCTACTTTGGGACAATATTACCTAGTACGAACTTCCCCAAGAAAATACTCATCTGATACACTCCCAGACAGTAGTTCCACTTATACTAGCGAACTGAATGGGAGCTATAAACAGACTTTACTAAAATGGCTTGCTTGATAGGGCTTTAGCTCTGAGGTAATTAGGAATGATTGAATACCACTTGACTTCCTACTCTACTGGCAGAGCTACCTTAGAATTAGAGAGATTTAGAATTGCCTCCTTAGCTTACATATCTAGCGTATTTATACCTTAAAATGACTAAGCTTCAGTAGATAATACTTAGTACTCCTTCTAAGGAACACACATGAGACACTTTGAGTGACTCAACTTAGGCCAGACTTGGAATCGAACTTAAGGGCAACAACTTGCTTCACTTTATAACCTCGACTAAAGAGCAATGAGAAAATAAATACAGAGTCCATACGGGCTCCCTCTCTTGCTCTAGACAATGCTTACAAGCTCCACTATCTTCTTCCACTTTTGCGGGGAGGGGACCCATGGTTTATTGTTTCGCTCTCTATCCTTTATAGAGCTCTAAGTAATCAGGGCAGGCAATTGAAGGGGCCTAGCGCACGGGCCACAGATCTAGCAAAGCTGCATAAGCTGAGCGAAGATCTGACCGATTTAGGAATTTCCAACGGAAATTCACTTAACTTACTAGCAAAGAACTCGCGGAAATTCTCCTACAAGGACTAAAACTCACAGATAGACACATGAACTAACGGACTATTATTTATACTGACTCGGATTTAGACTAGCTAAGAATACACATACACACTTCGGGCGCTCATATTCCTGAAAGTTGCAACGGAATTATCACTTTGAGACGTGCTTAACACAAGGTAGAAACGATTGCAAGATACCCTTCCTATTCAAAGATGCTTTAAAATATCACTGAAATACAGCACTATTGACTAATCGATAATTAGATAGGACAGCTCCACGGAATGAAAAAGATCTATAGGGACAATGCCCTTCACATAATAAAATACCTAGTATAAAATAGGGCTATCCATATATTGGATTCTTAAAGATAGGCAATTGAAGAAGAAAAGGCGAAGCCCCCTCTCGATTCAAAAAATCAAAGTCGAAGCCAAAATGATCCGGTTTTTCCAAACACTAGGATATTCCCCATATATATTTACACTGGATCGATGGTATGCTTAGAGTGCCCATAACCTCTCTAGCTTGTGCGTGGTCTCCAACTGACTAGCAGCGGGAGGAAAGAAGAGTTATTAAATCGAAGACAGTAGCCGAGGCGCGGAGCGACGAAGCATTGGATATACTGGATGAGATAGAATACGAAGCTGCTGCAAAGCGCCCCTCTTGCCAGCGAGGTAGTTACTACGAAGCAAGCATACAAGTCTGCATCGGGTTAATTGCAAGATATCTACCTGTTCCTTTATTGAGGAGCTGTATTGCTTTTTGTCCTTTTTCTTTTCCCCTTTTTTGTTCGTAACATTATACGTTACTCACTGGATCCATTCGTTGAGAAATGCTAGTGCGTTGCTTCCAGAACAGACTCGAGTGGAGTTATCCAAAAGAGGAGTAGAGATGGGGAGTGAAGGTAGGCTTACCCGTATACTTCCTCTTCCAGGTAATGCTGTACATATGGATACTCTTACCTATGAAAAGAAAAAGAAACTGATGCATCCATAAGCAAATAAAGAATTACATATATTAAACAGAAAATAAGACAAGGGAGTAGGTTACCTAATGCGTATCCGTAGCTTTCCACTACTGCTACGTCGTCAGAAATGGCAATACGTCAAAGTAAATAAACGAAGACATCAATTTAGTTATCTGCCGGATGCTACTCTTATCTGCTTTCCCGAGCACCCAAATGCTAGTAGAAAGACTTGTGGTGTCGATCTCCCTCCCTATAGCCCTATTCTTGTCCCAAGTCAGTACTATTGTACTAACCCTATCTCCAACGCTCCCTGCTTTCCGCCTCTTTGAATATAAGAGGCGGAAACCATTCAATCAGCCGCTGCTTTCCGTAGCTTTCAAAGTGATGGGAGACGGTGTCTATAAAGCTTTGACTGGTATACTTCTCCTCTTGGCCTGCGTAATGGTATATATAAGGCCTGCCTGACTCACAACATTCCTGACTTTCCCGATGCGGGTAAGCACTACCAAACCTCCGTGAAAGTGGTTCAACCATCCGTTAACTCTCGTGAAAAGCTGCTTTCTTCATTAGCGAGTGCTGCCATCTTCCCATCCCCTTCTGTGAATTTGGATCAAAATTGGCCTCTGACAGAATAAAATTGAAAAGGTTGGCATCCAGTAGTTGCTTTCAAGGAGATAGGAAAGCAGTTGGCATCAAATCATATAAAACGAACCCAAGGCGGTTTCAGGCGTAGTTGTTTGGAAGAAATATTAAATATGGGAGGGGAATATCCTGGTATCTATGTCTTCATGTGCTCGAACTTGGTAACCTAATAATCATTTTGATTCGTTCTTATGAGGATGGAAAGAGGTGGTAAGTTCTGGTACAGACATTTGAACATGAAAAAGTAAAAGCCAGTAGCATTGATAAATAAGGACCTCTAACTGACTAAATTGAATCTATTTAGACTTTGTTGGTGACAGGAACTAAAGCTCTTCGCTTGACATTGAATCAGAGCGCAATGCTTCTTATTAAGCAAGTGGGCTCTTTGAAGATGAGGGCTAAAGTTGACATGACCGGACCAAGGAGGAGTGGATTCATATCAACCAGAAGTGCTATTTTCTTATTGTGGGTCTCCGAAGACAATGAGTTTGCGGTGGCGTGCTGAGGGGCATTTAAACGGGCGGATTGCTCGTTACCCGTAAAGAAGAGAAAAGCAAAATAGTTGTGAGGTGATAGTGCACTAGCATGGCAGTTCGCAGTGAAGCAGTTTGGAATAGTTTGTTTTTACTGAACATAACTTAAAGTTATACCTTTCCCTTCTACTGAAAAAAGTCTTTCCCACTGTTAAAAAGTTGGAATTCCCCAGCGAGAAATACTCGATTTTCTCTCGGCAAATCGTATACTTTACTTTAAATTGGTATGTGTGTATTGCTGAAAGGGAATCTCTGTGAAAGGAAAGAACTTGTTCCGATGGTGGAGTTTACGACTGACACGAGGAAGAGCAATCCCTCGACTCACTTAACTTGCTATACCAGCCTTCCATCGATTCTACTTTTGGGGAGTTCACACAACCGATGCTTTTAGATAGACTAGTGATAGTTGCAGAAGCTATTAAGGGTCTTTGCATAGAAGATGTATAGGCGTAGGGGCTGAAAGATTCCGTCCGCCATTTACTACCACTAGAATGGAATCAGACTAGACTCCTGAGGAGTCCGGTTATCCCCGACTCTGGTAAGGGGGGTGCTACGCCCCCTGGAAAGGATATAGATAAAAGTGACGGTGAACTTAACTTTCTTTGGTTTTTAGATAAGTACTTTTGAATGCCAGCCCTTTTTCTGTTGATGCGAAAGAAGTGGTCTTACCCTTTATCCCGCGCACGGGGTTATAAGCAGATGTTGCAAGCAAGAAAGAATAAATAAGATATCGCTTAGTCTAACTCGCTTAAGTTGGAAATAGGAAGTTTACTCCAGTATTGAATTGGTTAGCCCTTTCGAAGGGAAGATAATGGGTTTTTTCTTCGGTAATGAAGTAGAGTATAGTTGCTAGGAAGGAAGCGATCTACCAAAAAAGAGAATGGTTTATTTATAAGGATGCGTGTGGACAAAACAAATCTGCTCCCGGGAAGACAGTGCTGAAAGCCGCAGAGAGAGCTATGTTCTCATAACCTCTAGACTATATAGGACTAGGTCTTGCTTAAAAAATCCACGATATTGATTGAAAGGAATTTCATTCAAGATTATGGGCTTATCAGTAAACCTATCACTAATTTATTGACGCAAAATGCTATTCCTTGGAGTGCGAAGAGAGCTGACATCTCGGGATTCAGAGACAACGTAGAGTACAGATGCTACTAAAGTCCGGGCATAGCGTTGTGTTTGACTAATCTCTTCCTTACTTGTCGGCGTAACGCCTGCTAATGATTGAATACCGAGCTTATTGATGAATTCGGCGTAAGGAGCTCAAACTCCCACTTATTCCCTTCAGACTAGCATTATTTTTGATGATCATGTACCCTGCCAACGCCAAGCTGCCTCTGCCTTCTTCCTTTTCGTCGATTTCCTACACTACTGAGGCTCACATATATAAGTTTTGCTTACCATTATCCGACCTGACTCACCCTCTACATCTCATTAATTGTCTGCTATTCGATAATATTATATCACTTACTTCCAGAAACATCTCAGATATGGATCTCTACTCGGATCCTTTCAAGCTTTTCTTTTAGTATACCGCCCTTGCTCTTTATCCGGAACTACTATCCGATGAAAAGAGAGTCCGTATGGCTCACATTCTTTCTGAACCTTAAACGGGAGATCTTGTACTCTGTCATGAAGAGCTTAGAACCCAAATCCCTATTGACAAAAGATCAGAAGAAATGGGATAGTAATCTTCGCTCACATCTTGATGCAGACTCCAATTACGCTTACACTTTTATGGGTCAAAGAGAGAAGTTCAGGTACTTCAAGACACTAAATTCGCCTAAATGCTTGTTGAGTGGTTGCATCAGCGTCCTCTACAACTTCAGGGATGGGTTTTTAAAGAAGTCAGGAGCAAAGCTATCTATTATGTATATTATATATAGTAAGGGTATGGTGAAAAGCTTTTAGTAATTAAACTAATAAAGAGTAAGGCAATGTGGTAAGTGAGTGCCTTTGACTTCTTCTCGGCTGGAGAGTTCAGGGATATAAAGTCTAGGTGAACTTCGGTGAGGAAAGTTTCATACGAGTATTGATTGCTTCCATGAGATTTAGTAAGTACAGGTAGATACTGGCTCACTCTATAACGAAAGGAAGTAGTCTATAGAGATGGATATGCTTCAACCTGGGGTGGGCTTATTTACTGTACCCCCGGCCGGCCTGTCCACTCTAGCCTCCCATTCGATCAACGAGCTCGGCTCCTTGGGTTTCGATGGGTGCACCAAACCAACAGGAAGGAGAAAGCGATCGAGCTATCTGGTTGTCCTGTGTGGGCCACTTGCTTTCAGTAGCAGAGATAAGAATGAATAAAGAGGAAGAAGCGGAAGGGATTAGTACTAATAGGCAAGGAAGTCGTCTGACTTGGGGCGTGAAATCCGATAACTCCTACTGGTCTGTTTCTTTACCTTAACCTACCCCGCGCGCGGCTTGAGTTGACTTCTTCTCCGCCTCATATATAGAGCTTTTTCATAGTTCATCTTGATTCTCTCATATCACTCCAAGTGCTACTCCCTTTTGGTTAGTCTTCCCCGCACGTGGCTTAGAACGCTTCTCAAGCAATTAAAGCAAAAAGAGCTTCTTTCTTGCTTGACTTCACTTCGCTTTTCGTCTCCGCTGTCAGTTCTACAAAAGTATGAAAAGCATATGGTTCCATCTCCTTAGCGCACCGTCCTCTACACGAAAAGAGCATGCCCTGAACTTGAATACCTTACTCTACAAGGTAGAATGACATAAAAGAATAGCGTAACCTATATATAGATTGTTCTACGAACGAAGGATTAAGTGCGTCAGGCCGCCATGGTGTGGTAATTACATTACCTTTAGCTCTACGTATGACTAAGAAGGCAGGATCAAAGCATGTGAAAGTGACGCAAGGAACAGAAGTAAAAAAAGTAAAGCATAAACAACCAATAAATACGAATGAGGTATCTGGAAAGCTAGCAAGATAAGTAGATAGAGAGGAAAGATATCTCACTTAGTAAGAAGCATTCTTAGTTACCCTCGCAAATGACCAATCGTCACCTCGATTAGTAACCTTAATTAAACCAAATCAAATAGGTAAGGTGCCTTAGATATAGTACTCTAAATAAGTTTACCATAGACTGGGAAGGTCACTCCAAAGAATGGCTCTCGGTGGTCCAGGAGAGGATAATCCGAAACTTTACTTGATTTGGGCATAGCAGTTGATATATAAAGTCGTTGTTAGGTGGTATGTAGTTTGCCTGCCTTGGAGTTCAATATCCATGCAAAATAGATCGAATCCGTTGTTTAATCCAATGGATTAGGAATGTCGATGAGCTAGGCGGTGCTTTTTAATCTTTACATCTGCTTGTTTATGTTTAAATAGGATCCCCTTCTCCTCTTCGTTCTACTGATTCTACCGTTGGTGATGATGAAAATAACTTACTTGATGCATCCGCTAAGGGATGAGATCTTATTTTCAATGAGCATCAGTCATTTCAGCAAGTTCGAGATTCCCTCAGATTAGGCAAAAAGAGAAGCCATGCCTGAAACTTCCCTTAATTTAGTAAGGCCGAGGGCTCTTTCAATAAGAGTGAGGCCGACCAGCCTGCCTCAAAACAAGAAACGAGCTCAGCCTACGCAGTCAATTTATGCTTTAAACTCCTCCATGACACGGCTACGCCAGCAAGCAGAAAAATGTATCCATCCATATCTTTATTTACTCGAATAAAAACAACCAGCGCTTAGTCAGAGTAACCGAGTCCAGTACTCATATTCTCTTTTGGGATCAAGGCCGCTAAGGGCTCTTTTCACTCGTAACGTTAGTAGTGTATCTCTCATGCCTACTAAACTCGTTGCAAGAAAACGGAAAGCCAAGAAGACTAGAGTTGGCAATAGGTAACAAAGAAGACAAACGAATAGAAAGAGAAGAGCAAGCAAATAAACTCATATTCTAGTGAATAGCAAGCCAAGCTGTAGAAATATAAGCTCAGGAGTTAGTTGTTGGCATATGCTTTGTTGACGGTATGCTTATTGTTTCTAAAAAGTAAGAAAATAGGCATCTTGTTCACGTTTAGGTAGAGAAGTAAAGCACGAGATAGGTGTTGACAAGCTAGCTAGGGTTTGTATTGAATAGGTAGAAAAGGGTAAGCTTAGAAGCAGGAAATAGCACTACTCTCGACTCCAGTTGCCGAGGATAATGGAAAAGTGAGTAAGTCGGGGAAGTGCACCCAGCCGAAGCCTCCGGGAACAGCTTCCCAATATCCTACGGAAAGGAAATAGACAATACAATAGCATCACATGCATTATACGGAGCCATAGAAAAGGGAAACTAGGGCATCCAAACTCCCAGAATCATCCCACACTTCAGATGCAGGAAATGCAAGAACTTCAATATTACCTAATTTGACAGGGACTTCGAAGCGAAAGAAAGAGGTAAGTCTATCAATCGCACAGCACAGATACCAGCACTGGACATAAACCATCAGTCACAGGTCAAGGCACAGGACATTAACCAGAAGGCAACCGGACTTAATGGAATCCTAGGGCTAGGCATCAGATTCAATTCCCACAGAATGCTCTACTCTGGGAAAAAGAAAGCTGTTGAGTTCGTTTGGCCAAATTGATAGAACAATGCGGGAATAAGGACTGGAATGAAAGGATACTAAGGAATTGCTTCCGATCTGACCCAAGCAGAAAATGACTCAAACCCGTCAGCTTCCATCTGTTTTCAAGCCATTATCAGACTCCTGTTCTGGATCGTTAACACTAGTTTGATAGGCATCGTGTTAGCTCGTGTAGTTCGCTTACGCTTTCTGGGCAGAAATACGAAAGAAGAAATAACACTATTGTAGACAACTTTCAATTCCAAATGGTTTATGCGTTAAAGAATGCAAGAAAAGAAGAAGATAGAGTTTGACGTGTATCAAGTCAGTAATTCAGTTCTCTAATATGCTCACAATTATATGCTCAAAAGCAAGTAGTTACTCAACAAGTTGTGCATAAAGTAGCATAAGTCTTTGACCTTCAATCCCGGCGCTTCAACGCTTCTTTCTTCTTGCCGGGTGCGAAGGGAGACTACTCTTGACTACACAATGCCTTTTTTCACTCCACTATTGAAGGGATGCGATAAAGAACCAAACTACACTATCTTTTCTGAGGATTCTTTCCCCCTTACTGCTTCCATTTCTCTTTTGGAAAAGGAAATACCCACACCACCCATTACTGAGTCTTCTTCTACTCTCTATACGAGAAAAGGAGAAAGAAGAGAAGATATTCGTCTAAGACAACGAAGCAAGCACTTATTCAACTCAGAGTGCTGAGTTTACCCGCGTACAAGAAAAGACAAAGGTACAACTTTCATACGTATACGTTCCAGTATTTACTTATGCAGGTTCCATTGACTCTAGAAGTGCGCTCTTCTTTCAGATGTATGTACGGAGAACTTTCTTTGTGCAAAAAGCAATTTAGCTATCTGGCAGAATCCTGGCTGGCACTCTCGTTTTTAGGCATCGGCAGCACGAGCATTGGCATTTTTACATAAGTGTAGTTCGGGGTACTTTTCAATGACTAGGTTGCATCTCCAAAGAGAATTTAATTTAATTTCTTTCTTGGGGCTGACCCTTGTCAAAACGAGCTAAGCTTCCCCTTTTCGTACAGCTTGGTAACATATTATAGCCGGGGCACTAGTCAAATAAAGAAGGAGTCAAATTCATTCCTAGCTAGAAAGCTTTCTTTGTCGGTTGGACTGATTGCAATTCCTAGCTTTTTCTGTTGATTTTTGTTGTGCGGAAGTCGAACAAATGGATTTAATTTCCAAATTTCCCTTGTCATTGGGAGTTATTTCCTTACTTACTGAGAGAATCACCAGGCTTGTCCTCGCTTTAGTAGTGGTGTGCGAATAGATAGAATTGGGCGGGCTTTCAGTGTAGTCTCAAAACCCCTTATAGGGTAAATTACTCCTTTTATATCTTACATATCATCATTTTTCTATCTCACTGTTTTCATATCCTTAAATAAAGTCCGAGCATTGAGTCGAATAACAACTAATGCATTTGTTTTGCCCGTATTTCATTTAATTTCTTGCATTTGAAGGTAGGCTTCACTCTAGGCCAGTTCCTGCCAGCCAGGTTTCAATACCAGGTGTGATCTGGTACCAAGGAAAATCTGTTAAGAAATAAGACTTAGGAGGTAAATAGCCCACAACAATTTCATACACGATTCCATAGGAAGGAGGTCCGGTTCCATCTTATGATAAATAGGGGAAGGGCACTTACTTACCTACCTACACGGCTTATCTTCTACCGAGTATTCTATACAACTCTATAATTGCAATGACCTATCTTATTATATTCTGCTATCTTATTATATTCTGGTCAACGCTAATCGGGTGAATGCTAGGCTTGTATATAGGAGGATTCAGAAATGGAGGCTTGGGCAATGGTTAATATAGAGAATACACTATCTTGCTCTTAGGTCTTCCCTTCTTTCAATTGAACCCGTATATTGTGTGGAATGAAAGTAGTAGCGAGGCTTTGTCTTACTTTCCAGTTCTTGTTTTAGCCTTTTGCTGAGGGTGGCTTTGTCTTTTCCTTAGGTTTCGTTTTTCTTATGGATCTTTGATACGCTCTGACCCGAGTATATTTCTCTTGTTAGTAAAGTAGGTCAGGTAGGTAAGAGATAGGATATGGGAAGCAAGGATTCTTAGATTGTTTGTATACCAGAATTTCCAAGATTGTTCATGTAACTAGCGAAAACCTAAAGCCGAGTGATAGCCCGACGATAATCTCTCACTAGCTAGCTTTCTTTCTTCAAGGAAATAAGTGTCAAACTGGTGCATAAGAACTGTAGCGTACGGACATATATGAATGCTGTCTGTTCTCTTTTTCTTCTTATCCCGAATCTATGATTTTTTAGCAAGTGTAATGTATGGTCTATTACTGCTGATTCTCTTTGGTACGCTTGTGTATGTAAATAAGGAAAGGAATAGTGTTTGAAGTCAGGAGCTTTTCCATCATTACTGGTAGAGTGCTTGAAGTCAATGCTTGATTCTAGATGATTACCCTATATTTTAGATGTCTACAATAAAGTAGATAGTTTGTGAAGAAACAGAAAGCAATGACGAAGACAGCACTAGCATTGGGAGAAAATAGGCCGGAGTGGTAGAGCGAACACTAGGAGTGGTAGAGCAAGGGAACATAGGGCGACGGACAGTTAATACAGTAGCAGTACTTATTAGGAGAGTAGGAAAGACTAGTAGTTCATTCTGGAAAAGAGTGCAAAACCGTGAGTCAATAGGTAAAGAGAGATGGAAAAGAGAGATGAGTTTATGGAGTTTCTAGATCTCTAATAGGGATTGTTACTAAGGAAAATACGCCGGTATGGGCATTGTAAGGCAAGAGTAGTTCTTAGGTCAAATCTATCAAATAGGTCATAGCTTTTCATAGGCATGGAGGCAAAGCAGGTAATAATCGCATGCAGTAGGGCAGGTCACTTCGGTCGGTAAAGTGGGTCACCAAACTGGAAAGCAAAAGATAAGCAAACTAGGGCGATATGTGTTTTTTCTTGTCAACCAGTATATGCGATAGGTAAAGTATATCCATTGGTTGGGATTAGAGCTTGGGATAGAGATCATTGACTGTGACTAGGTAAAGAGTATACGCAATAGGTAATAGGTCAAAAAGCAGCTAACTTGGGTATAGGGACTCTTTTCTTATAATTTCTTTTTGGTATTTTTGGAATTCGACAGGTCTTTTACTGAGTTGATTCAGTTAACAAATAAGCTTTTGACTAAGGCTAGGTAGGATAACCAAACTGTTTGTTTATATATGTATGACTTTATGTATTCGTTTAGTGATTGGAATAGAGCGAGGAGTCTTACTAAGGAAAGTATATAATGAGGCTAGGTAAAGCAGGGGGCTTATAGGTCCTAATTAGTAAGTTAACAAATAAGCTCGGTACACATAGGCAAAAGTAGGCGGCTTGGGACTATCAGATGAGGCCGCAGGATCAGAAAAAGTTAGTTATGCAAATGACTGGACTGTTGATCTTTACAGCCTCTAGTAACGTACTTTCCTCATTAAATGATAGTAGAGTTATCCAAGGCAATAAGACCGAACTGAACTACTTGACTAAGCCCTACTTTAACTGTCCTCACCCAAGAAAGGAATATCCCTATCTCATATGCCTCTTGTACTCTAATTATTCGTGAATTAGTCCAATCCAGAAACTTATAGATAGTTTGCTTAGGTTCAAGAAAGTCCTATTTGACTTAGACTTCTGCTTGTTTTTTCACTTCATTTCCTTTTCCTCTTTTGGAAAAGATGCTAGACCCAAGTCCAAGAAGCACTACGTCGTATGCGGGTGGAGAAGAAGTCACAGCAGAGAGTAGGAAGCCGGGATTAATCCGAGAAGAAGAAAAGGACCACTCACTGCATCTCGGCCCATTCTAGCAGTCAAGAGAAGTCATAAGACCAAAGCAAAGGGAAAAGATAAAAAAGACTAAAGCAAAGACAAGAAACTACACTAGAGAAGATATGAATATGAACAAAACTCATTATATATGATACATACTCTGCATTTACTTTCTCACTGACCTACGGCCTCATTCATTTGAAAAGAAAAGACAGAATGAATAGGAAGACAAAAGCACAGAGGTGAGGTACAGGAAGGAATATGCACCCTTTCAATACTGCTTGATCTTCTTTATAATTATATGAATTAGCAGACAAAAGAAAAGCTTGCCCTACCACTCTAGCAAGCCAGAGTAAATCAAAGAAGTCTCGCCTATGTAAGGCAGGTTCTGAAAGGGGGCTTTGGCTAGCTCTAATCACTCCGCTTTGGACCAAGATGATCTTTTCATCGCTACGCGCCTGTTTATACCAATAATTATATATTTCCTTTAATAAAGGACAATGATCACACACAAATCCAATATGCGAATTTGTATGGCTTGACTCTTGTACCCAGTATTTCAGATGTTGTTTGAATAACAAACAATAAGCCACATCCACCAGTAGGTATCACTTGGGGAATTCTAAAAAACTTCTAAATATTTAGTTTATCTCATTCGCATTCTTCCTCGTGACTCGCTTCTTGTCCTTCCAAAACTAAAGAATTGGCTCGTACGTCGGTTAGCAGCATTAGCCTGCCCTAGCGGTATAAATAGATAAAGAATTTCTTCAGCCAGCGGGCTTCTCGGGTCTTCTTTCACTTCCCAGCTGTAGAAGATAAGGAATGGAGGTTAGCCCTCAGAATTATCCTTTAGCCGTAGAGTTGAACCTAGTAAGGTTAAGAGAGGAATTACATATCTCATTGGTAAACAGGAATTCTTCTATCACTTGGTAGGCGAGAGGTTGGTTGGGCAACAGCTTTTGTAGACAGCTTGTGACCTGCTTCTTTCCCCAGCTATCGGGAACTTGACTCTCTATCCCTGCTTTGAACAGGTAAAATTGAGTAGGAATTCTCTACTCCCCTTTTTGGGAAGGAGTTTATAAAGAAAGTACAGGAAGGAGACCACACCTCGGCAGCTCTCCACTCCCCAGGAAAGATGCGACCAAAGGCAAAGCAGCAAAACAGAGGGAGTCAAGCGCACCGAGAAGAGAACATCAAAAGACTACCGCTTTTAAAAAGTCAGTCCATTCGAGGGCTAGTGCTGCTTATTCACTGGATTTGAGGTGGTGTATTCGTAAGATTACATGCCGAAGTTACTCACTGAGTACAAATTATATAAAAATATAGTTGAATGAGAACTAAATTAGAAGATAATCAGGCACTTACCACCAGGTCACACTCGACATACCACCACTTGAATAAACGGTCCTTGTGCTTTGCCCAGACAAGCGTACAAATTGGATCAACAACCTGTTAGCAATATGGTGGCAACATCAGAAATATGCATTCCAGATCGTACATATTAGGAATGCTTAGAGTATAGAAGGTTTCTTTTACCCCTTTTCACTTTGCATCTCCCAGCCAAAGGACTGAGTTCATAAGCCGTAACCCTATGAGGGTACATTGCCAGTCTATTGTGCGCATGCCGGAAGAAGATACTCATTTAACCACGCCTCCAATGCTTTGCGCAAGGGTGTCAGCTTTCAAAGGAACGTAAGGCTTTCCTTACTTCTTTGTTGGATAGTGTACTTTGAACCGATAATGAATTGTTGTCTCCCCAATGCTAAAACAAGTGAAATAGCCCCAGCCACCGGTGCAGCCGGGTTCCTTCTCTCTGTTCCGAAAAGGTTTCGCTTATTCTTTATTAAGAAATGGACTCTCTCAATCTTTCCTTTTCTCATGTTCGAGCAGGGCCACTTCTTGCCAGCATCTCCTTTAATAACCTCTATACCTAAGAGCATTTCGTCGGCATACCCAGAAGAACGTACTCCCATCTGCCTTCACCATCCCTCCTTCTAACTGTACAAGTGGAAAAGACAGAATGAAAGAATGATAACAGTAATGGTTTAGGAAAGAGCATAAACTCTATGTCAATTTCCAGAAGTGCGAGTTGATGACTTCGAGTCTGGTTGGGGTACATCGTTTCTGACGAAGGCTTCAAGGCTGACCCCACGAAGAAGCCATTACCTTTTATCCGGCAAAGCGGCTTACCCTCCTCCGCCACTTTCGGACTTTCCATGGCCTTGCTTCATTCTTGCATTTCTTGCTTCTTTTTCATATTTCCTTAACTGGATTCCTGGCTGAGCATTCATCTCCTGAGTCTCGAGGTGGCAAAGCTTGGCTGGCATTGATGGGAAATGAGTGGCTTTACCCTGGATCGTCCGGCATCCGTAACTCTGTCGATTGGCTAGAAGGTCCAGCTGCTGCCCGTTCTTGTTTCGCAGGGCGTTCCCTCTTAGTTAGTATCAACGACTGCGGGAGAATCCAATATATGCTATTTAGCAGAGTAGAAAGAAAAGCTTGACACCATAGCTAGTTCCATGCAATGATAGCTAGGGGAGGTTTGGTATAATAGAAAAAGCATTAAGCAAGGAGAAGCACCTCATTCCTGAACTAGAAGTTTAAGCATAAGGCTCTAGTATGAGCTTAAGTAAGAGTGAGAACAATAGGTTTCATTCAATACCACCACACTCGTTGCTTGCTTATAGAAATGCAATTGATGAATATATACATAGAAGTAATGATGTTAGCGGTTTTCCTCGGAAGAAAGACAGAGTGTTGTTCCAGCCATGATTTGATTGCTTGCAAAACAGGCAGTCATAGTTTCCGAGAAGTCCGGTTCTCTACGATCATAGAATTCAGTACTCAATGAGTCTATGTGTTCTGAAAAGAGAGAGTTTATCCAGTAAAAATGTTAGAAAACAAGATAGAAACATTGATTTCTGGAAAAAGAAAGAGGCAACTCAATGTGTACGACTGACTGTCAACTCTTTTCCGGTGTAGTCCGTTATTCCAGAGGAGCCTTATTCAAACTAATCAAATTATCATTCACTATTCTTGAACTAAGTCCCGCCGCTATGTAGGAGTACGTACGCTAGGCTTAGAACATTTCTTCAATCTCGTTCCTCAACACAGCTTCGGTAGAGGATTGCAGTATGCTATTTCATGTGATCATAATCCTTGACTTAGGAACTTTGTAAAGAACAAGCTTACTATTGGAACTAATAGAAGCAATCTCAATTCTTATCTTTCTTATTCTGTCAGATCTAGCAATATGTGATTAGCAACCCACACAAGACTAGAAGCGCATTAAGCAATGGCTTAATTATTACTACGGCAGTTGAGCTTTACTACTTAGGAAGTAGAGCTTTACATCTACCGACAGTCGTATCTAAATAAATCTTAAATGATGTATACTGTTTCAAGGCACTGTTCTGAGAACCCGGAAAACCAATAGCATAACAGTAATTCTAGTATAAATCGATAAGCTCTTTAAGTGAATGATCCCACTTCTTTTTTAGAACTAGACTTCAACAACTCAGGACACTGAGTATACTGCATAAAGCATTCCAATGGAATAGGTTGTACCTTTGCTATTTGATGACTCTTACTCTTATTGTAACCCTGACCATATGTCGTGAATATACCATTTGCTGGGTTCCATTCATATAGCTCTGAAAGAACATCTTCTTTGAGTGAAATGAAGATATTTTTAATAATAAAAGTGTTGATTAGAAGCAAGGGATGAACTAGACTTTGAAAGGCTGAAACATATATATAAGGAAATTCGTGAGCATAAGCTATAGGAGCAATGAAGCAATCATGAACAGAGTATAAGCGAATACCTTTAGAGGTGGCTATATCAAATACATCAAAAGCAATAGAAGCGTCTTTTTGGTGTATGTAATTAGCAAAGGCCTTTCGATTTACTTTAATCCCTCTTGTTTGTAGGAACATCAATGGGAATTCTATGGGTGTTATTATAGATTGAAGTTTTGACTGTTTCCAATTTCATGTAATCCTGAATGGTAGTAATATGTTCACCTTGATACAAAACTGGTTTTTGCAAGAAGCCCCGTAACCATCCAACAGTATTGACCAATGACATTACTTTCTTTATAGATGGGTATTGCTCGTCCCCAAATTGATACATTGCTTTAGTCAACTTGTTAGCATCAGCTTTAGTTAGTGTCTTGTCTAGAGCATTGCACACATCAGTCTGAGCACTATATTCAGTTTTCCCATAGACTATAGGCATAAAAACAGATTGAAACAGCTTACGTGTAAGCTTATTCTTTACTATATCAACCAACTCCGGATATTATAATATTTCATCAATAAAAGACTTAAATTCTATAAGTAGATCCTGATATAAATCATGAATCAACTCATTATCATCAGGGAGTAAATTCGGTTTCTTAGCTAAATCATGATCCACTATAAAATATGACATAATTTGGTAAGCACTAGACGAAGCGTCCATACTAATAGGTATAGTATGAACTATCTCAGCAAATGTATCTTTATTTAATAATAAAATTCAATTAGATATGAATTGGTATGGATTCTTTGATTTACTAGACAATTCTACAACAGAACAAAGCCAATCCTTACCATCCAATCCGCTTAAACGACTATAGGTATCTTTACACCATGCAATAGCATCCTGACAGTTATGAAAAGACTTATGGTGAAAGGCAGTAGCTTCTAACAATGTACGATAAGCATGATCATAATGAAAACTATGCAATTCCTTAGGATGAGAAAAACATAACAGACTCCTTACTATATCTCTTTCATGGAAGTTCAGAATACCTGATCTATAAATCCGCCCTCTAAAGTCAATGAAAGCTGGGAAGTCTAAGGTATACCCCTCATAAACACTTGCAAGATCCAGAATATAATTTTCATAGCGAGCTTGCTGCACGCGCTTATCTAATATTGACCAAAGCGTAGTAAATTGGAAATACTCTTACTTGTTAGCATCTATGAACTTTTGTAGAGATCTACGCAGATTCTAGATATTCAATCGAGAGAGATATGTAGGCATAAGCATCCCAGCCTCAACTAAACTATCCTTATTATTCTGTATAAATTCTAACATTTCCTTGTTAATCATGAAACCAACACTTTGAAGTTGATTTAGTGTTTTACATAAACGCTTGTAAGAACTGTAATTATTAAACACAGCATAATAATGGGAAGCATCTTTTGTAGTTAATAACCGAAATGCTCAAACCTTATTAGAAGTTCCTGGATTCAGATAACCTCCAACTAATTCATCTATAGAAGGAACTCCATCATTCATATTTCTAGCATGATTTTTTATTCCCCAATCCATAGGAACACATACCATAGGTAATTTACTAGCATGTGGGATGGAGGGAACATCGAATTTAGGCTCCACAAACGATTTAGACTTTATACCATTCACAGCTACATCATTACCCTTCTCTGATACTATCGATATAACATCCATGACAAGAAGATATTCAAGTAAATAAGAAGCTAAAGTAAATCCTTTTTTAGCACTCACTATTCTCATCTCCATAATATGGCTTTCATCCATCCACTGAGACAATTTGAGAGCCTTATCACGAGGTTGCTTGAAATCCTTTCCTTCATAACGACGAGGTAAGATAACATCATTCATAAATAGAATTTCTTTTTTAAGGAGACTTAAGAATGAGGAGGTCTTAACAAGAGACGAGTCAGCAACTTCTTAAAAAAGCATAGATATATATAGTACGCACAAAAACTCCAGATCATACATTTCCAGAGCGTTTAAAAAACATATATCAATCTCAGTAAGATCCTTAGATTTACCATTTATGGTATAGTTAGATAAAATGTATTCTCTAATCGTTTGTTGTCCAGGGTTAATCAACTTTAACATAAGAGAAGGAAATCTGCGATAAGCAATGGAAGCTGAAGTAAACGATTCCAAAGAAAGAGTCTCGATAGCTTGTTGTAGTTCATACATTTTTTCAGCATCACCAGCACTATCTCTATACTTATCCAATAATCTATAAACATCAAAAATATAATTATCAGTTTCTTTTTGATCTACATTAAAAACACTAGGATCTTTCTTATCCTTAAGTGAAGCCTCAAACTCAGCAATAATCTCATCTGGTTTTTTTTTAACCGATGAGTAAAGCCTCATAGAATAGTATAACTTACAATCATTAAAACTAAAACTCATTAAATAATAGAGCTGACGAAGAATCCTCGGTAAAGAACTATAATTTTGCTCTGAAGGGAGTTAGAGAAACTGGAAGGAAGGAAAGACACTCGAGAGTACCAAGCCCTGCCAAGCCCTAGTATTTGCCAACGTAACAACAAGAAAAGAAGACTGGCACGAAGTGACTAAAATGGGAATAATGCCGGAAACGTTGCCCTACCCGGTGAGTAACTACTAATGTTACGAGCAGAACACAGGAAGGAGAAGGACTCTATATGGAGCAAAAGTTCTCAAAAGGCCAAAAGTTTGAAGAATAACTTGCAAACATCACCTATCCTGGCAAGACCAATCTCTAAGAAAGAATTGATTGTTATCAAAGGGAATTAAGTCGTCAGACGCTTATATAAGGCAATTACAGCATAAGATAAGCAAGGTTGTCAGACACCTGCATAGCTAACACGAGAATAACATGACTGAATACAAGCACAAGTTGTCAGATATATAGCTAATATAGAGTTGTTAGGAGGATCTGCTTAGAACTAAGTAGATAGCAAAAATTAGCATAACATCTGATGTATAGTGCTTGAGTAAAAAAAGTTTGTTAGTAAGCGTAAGCCTTTAGAAAGTAAAAAGGTGTCATATGGTTGACAAAGTTTAAGAAGACAAAGTTGAAGCCTTAATTGTGAGATCCTGATGACTATATCCATTGAATAAGGACTTGTTATACATTAAAATATTTTTCATCCTCCCCCTCAAGCAATCAGTTCAGTATTAGGTCAGATAGGACAATAAGTTGCAAAGGCCTATTTATACTCTAAAAATGGTCCAGAGTTAAGATATTCCAATATGGAAAAAATATTACTATCAATAGTCATGACATCAAGAAAACTTAAACGTTATTCTCCGCCTAACAACATTGCATTGTGTCAGATTTACCCTCACTCAAAGAGCATAATTGAGAACCCGGAACATTCAAAAAGAATGACTAAATGGGTATAGCCGGCAAGGGCTTACATGTAAAAGAAAAATGCAATAGAATCTAAAATATAGGCTGAATGGACACCAAGTCTCAATGACAAACAAGGTATAAAAGAAAATAATCCTAGTGGGACTTTAGGGTCCTAGTGTTTCAGTGTAAATGATACAGGAATAGTACTAAAAATATCCTCATGGGTACTAAGCCGGAGATTAAAAGCTTCTGACAACATGGTTATCAGGCCAACAATGAGCTATGAGACTCTAAATGTGCTGGTAGACCAAGATCAGTTGTCAGGTTGAACCCTAGTCATTAAAATAAGACCAAGCTGTCAAACTACGAGTCATCAGCCCAAAGTAAACTTGTTGGACAGGATCAAGTAGACTATGAGTCACCAATCCGGAAACAACTTGTTATGACCAAGGCATTAGATCGTAAGTCATCAACCTGAGTTCGATTTGTAATAAACTCCGGTATAAGACTATGAGTCATCAACCTAAGACGATTTATTAGAGACTAAAGTGTTAGACCATAAAGTCTTTAACATAAGGTCGGTCTGCCAGAAAAACCCAACTTGTAAGAATATGGCTAAAACTTCCTTCTCAGGAAAGTAATAAAAACCCAAGGCTAAGAACCAAGAAAAGAACATGCAGGTTGGAAGGCGTTAATTAGATGAAGTAAGGAGCAGCAGAGCTTGGGATGAGAAGCAAAGATCATATGTAAGCATATATATATATCTGTAAGTTTGCCGAGCAAGGTAAGTAAATTCTTTCTTTGAGGAAAGTGTTGGAGGACGGGGAGCGAAGGAAGTGACATCCGGATTATATTCATTTTGATTGAACGAACACGGTAGCAACAAAGGAAATGGTAGCAGTTTCTTAAGTAGAGTCGTGGGAACTCTTATTTTCTTTCATAAGCTGCTGCTAACAAGACGGTTGGTGAGACTGACTCTCTGTTAGCGTAGCACGAACTAGGAAGAGTCTGTCGAAGCCATGCAATTAGACTGATGAAGAGTGCTTCTCTCCCGCACCCAAAAGGCGTTAAGGCTTTCTGACTCGCAGAAGGAAATAGGCTCATGTGCTATGCCTACAAGTCAAAGTCAGTCTATTTCCTCCTCCAACTGGAGTCATGGCTCGCGACCCGGTAACCTTATCATTATCTCTAATACCCTGGAGTTCACTGGTCTACCACTGGATCTACAATCGCTCAATCGATATAGGTCACAGTAGTAGCAGATCTCCCGTAAAGCCGGCTATTGGTCGACATTATATCCAGCACAATCAATCTGAACATCTAGCTCATCGCACGATTAAGAATGGGTCAATCCATAGTCCTTCGACTATGTCTTAACTAGCACCTCGTGCTCTCGTCATTGGCCCACTCCTCGTAGCATAATATGTCCAGTTCGTCATTCAATCTAAGCTTCACTCATCGGAAATTCCGAGGTTAAGCTCTTCCCATGTTCAAATGCACTTTTTCTTTCTTGAATCAATCGGTGATATTTAAGCATCTCTCATCATGCCATGGAGTCGCTGGATCTCAAGGATCACAGTGGTGAATCCTAATCGCTGATCTGATAGGATAATCATGCTAATTTACCCTTACGATTAGCGGCAGTAACGACTTCCGCTCGCAGTTGCTGTCCTGTGTCGATCTCCTTTATCTGTAGACCTCCGTCTCTCGCTAAGAAGTGCGCCCGTCTGGCTGCAGCGTCTGTCTACACTCAAGTTGTACCTCCAAAGCTGTATGCGCATCACCCAGCTCTGTCTGTCTGTCGATACCGTCCATCGTAGCCGATACACTATAAAAAATAGAAAAAATCGAACTATTCCATTTTTGGGGGTTCCTTTGAGAAGAGGAGTAGAAGTCATTTCTTCACTGTGTTAGGACACTTTATATTCATGGACTCAACCGGTCTGATAAGATCACATCTAGTCAGAAAGGATCGCAAAGGGTACTCTCGGCGATATCCCTATGCTCCTGTTCTGAACCATGTTATGATACCACTTGAAGCTGTCACACCCCAACTCGCCGGGATGTGGCAACCCGCCGCGATATCTATTTTCATATATGTTGAAAATAAGTGATATGAAAGAATGGTTGGAATGGTATGTTTGAAGCCAAGCTAATGATTTTGTTCCTGGATTGAGGAGACGAATACTCTACCCGCGCAGGTACCGGAACAAGTGGAGACGCACGCTTTCACCAAGCCTTTCCACTGAATATAGGAAAAGAATAAAGCAATAGACACAGTATTAGGCTCGTTTGTGCTTCTCCGCCCGCTCTTCTCTTTCTTCATGGGGTCTTGCTATCCTCCCAGGACGAGGTATATTCCCCGGGGCTATCCCCAAAGTAACTCTGTATCGAGGCATCTGAGGTCCGGGCAGGACCTTCTTGCTGCGCTATGCTTAAGAAAGAAGGCCCGTGCCTAGCCTGCCATACATCACCATCGGGTGCCCCCGTTCTCTTTGTCCGAAAGAAAGATGGTACCTTGAGACCCTGCATCGACTATCGCGAGATCAACAAGGTCACAATCAAGAACCGCTATCCCTTATTGGGAGAAAAGGAGGATGAAGAGATTACTCACCCAAGGAAGAATGTGAGCTTAGCCTATCTATGATAACTAAATTTCAAGCACCCAGAATGGAAATAAAATATATTTCTCCTAATAAGGAAGTTTGGCCCATAGGAAGTATGAGAAAGCAAGACTAATGCTAGTAAGACTCCTTTGCATTCTGAGATTGGATTTGGAGACTAAAGTGAGGAAGCACCTGCTGAAGCAGATAAGTATGCAGATCCTGGTCTGAAAAAGAAGCTCTTAAAGATATTATATTTGAGAAAACTACTTTAAGCAAGAGTTTTTGACTAAGAATTACAGTGCTGGTAGAAGTTTGACTCCTATTAGGTATCGTATTTACGGCAAAGACAGCAGATAGTTCAGTTCATTCGTCCTTGGTATTGTATTGATAGGGACGGGTTTTCGCTTGGCATGGTAAAGACTATTTTTTCGCAAGGGAGATTTCTAGCCTCATCGATAGCTATCTGTATGGTTCTACTTGAAGGCCTTTCTCCATTCCTTCCTGCGCTTTTGGCAGATTGCTTACTACTAGGCTAGGTTGGATCTACTTCGTTGTCTCATCTATAGAGAATTGGAGAAGCACGTCCACTATGGCATTCTTCCTGCGATCCATTTCCGGTTTTATTTTTTCCTCAACACACCGAGCTCTTTTTTTGCCATTTACAATGGAAGGAGCAACAAAATAAATGGGCTTCCCATTAATATAGAAAAAGATCAACTCCGTCTTGCGACACGGACTCCGCGAGTGCTCTACTGAGAACAATTACAGCGGTTGCTAAGGGGTGTGGTGGTTTTAGCTAGCTAGTGCCGTGAGTTGAATTCATAAGTAGCTCGGTGCAAGAACTCCAGGGATCAGTAACGAAAATAAAACTGAGGGAACAGCCCCTTCTGTCTCATTATGGTCCAGTCTATTATTAACCCAATTTACAATAGAATGCTGAATGGAATAATTGCCAATTGGAGATTCGTGCCAGTTGCTGCTGAGCAGCTGAGTTACCAGACCCACTGGAGCCCCAAAAAGAAGCATTCTTCACTTCTTCTACTGCCTTTTACGCATAATTCTGGTCTGGGGAATCTGCCTACTTAACAATAATGAAATACCCTGGCTTACTTCTTCCTGTTCATCAATGCTTCCTTTTTCCTGTAACTACTCCATATTTGATTCTATCCATAACTCCAATTTCTTCCCTATGAGTCCCGGTATTGATCAGGATTAGAGTTCTCTTTATTTTGAAAAGTAATAAAAACTCGAAAATAAAAACCGAATCAAAGAAGAGGCAATTCTTCTAGAAGTTGATTTATTGCACGCACCCACTTTTCAATATATTCTTAACAGATCAGGTGTAGGTGGTACTACTTTGCTTTCACGCTGGCATGGATCATATATGGTGTTATAACATCACAGCTAGGCGACTTGGAGAACATGGCATAGATTCCTGGAGCAGCAAGTGTTACAGTTCAAAATTACTGAGAACCTAGGCAGGCTACCGGCACGACTTCCTCGGTTGGTACAACTTTTCATTTGTTGGAGTGTGCTTGTGTTTCTTTTCTTATCCCATTCTATTCTGCAACTTCCGACCCAGACCCTGATACAGATGTGGTAGTCTTTCTCCACTGCCAAGTTTATTGTCCTTTTATTATGAGGAGCCAGCCAAGGCATGCTACTTTTGATCCAGCCCAGCCTTATCTGTTTTGCTAAATTGGTAGGCCAGATAGGGAGGGAAAAAGAGAACACCAATGACTCCGAAAAAGCAAGCACTCAAAAAGGAATGTTTGGAATCCTACTGCGTTTTTGCTGCCTGCCAAGTGAGTGGGCCTTTACTTGCACAACTATGTCTTTAGCCTGCAATGTCAGCCTCAGGTCTGGAATGGTACTTCCTGAAAGAAGAGCACCAAAAGAAAATGACAAAAGTGGAAGTAAAGGAAGAAGTAGAGAAAATGAAGAAGAAGAAGGACCAAGTACCAGACCAAAAATGACTGTAGGAGAGTACAATGTGGTGGCCCACTTGAGAAAGATCCCAGCCTTGTTAAGCGTGTTCGACGCTCTCATAATCTCCAAGGAAATGAGGGAGGCGCTGATATATGCCTTACAACATCCCGAGACATTTCAAACATGCTTGGCGGATGAACCCAGGGAAGAAGTAGCTAGAATTAGCAGGGAGCCCCAAATATCATTTACCGATGATGACCTCACGGCCGGAACTGCTGATCATAATCGGCCTTTGTACATCACTGGACAAATCAACGGAGTAAAGCTAAAGAAGATCTTGGTAGACCCGGGGTCGTCAATTAGCATCATACCATTGAAAACACTTGAGCAATTCGCACTCAGCATAAAAGGAGAAAAGAAAGATCAAATTAAGATTCATGGATTCAACCACCATTACCAAAAGGCCATGGGATCGGTGCTCTTAGATATCGCCTTTGGGGATTTGGTTACAACTGTAAAGTTCTACGTGATCGATGCCGAGACCACAAGCCGATAGAACAAGTCGGGTGACCTATCACAAGCCGATAGAACAAGTAAGTCTGATGCCCCATATTCTTTTAGGTGAGCATTCTACCCTAAATGAACAACAAACAGGTTAACCAGACAATGTCGAAGTGTCGGTGTACGGAAATGCATCTCCGGTACGGAAGGGTGTAATACAGAACAAGGTGTTGCTAAGGCGGTACAGGGCCCTGCTAAGGAATCTGGTACAAATTTCCAATTACTGATGTTTTCTTGGATATTTTCTCTCACATAGCCTGGCAAATAAAAAGGTTATCTGACCAGTCTTGAAATCACAGATTTTCTAGCACTTATCTGAGGCATCCATGGTACACCACAAGCGGGCCGGCGGGTGAATTAAGAGAGGTCCGAGATGCATATTTCACAGTGGAGTAGGTTTTTGCAAGAGATGCACCGCTTTCTCCAAGCACCGGGTATGCACGGACTAGGATCAACTACTAGGCCGATTTCATATCTTGGACTTAATTAGGAAATAGGTGTTTTAGGGCAAGCCAAGAAAGAGAAGGGTATTTTGGAATAAGCGAATTTAGGGCACTTCTCCTTAAATGGGATGAATGGAAATGTTTCACTATAAATACTTGTATACTTGCCAATCCCTGTTTTGCTGAACTGCCAGTCTCTTTCTCTAGCCAACAAATATGCTAAAGCTCACGAGAAGGCTCAGAATCTAAATGCTGTACTGAACTCGTTTCTTCTATTCTCACTTTCACAATTTACCCACCACAGCTGCAAAATAGAATAGTTAAAACAGTAATGCTGAATTGATTAGACTTGCTAAAAAACCCACAATGAAACTAAACTCTATATGAGTTTATGTCAATCCGTTGTTTCCTTGTTATTGTTGCTAGGGGTCTTTCTTGGCTGGGGTTGCTCTCTGTTGCCACCACCCTTTTCCCAGGGTTTAAGTAATTCCATTATTGACTTGTGAATCATTGACTCGAAAGAAGCTGTCCTCGCCTGCCGGGGTAGACTATTCAATTTTGGTCAGATAAAGGGTGCGAAAGCGTGAACCTCATCCCAGTACCTGGAGAGGGACTCTCTTGAATTGCTGACTAGTAAGCAATTCAAGAGGGTACACCGTTTTTTCTTGCTACTACTAGTTGTTGAACTGTGTGAAAAGCGTAGTAGATCAGTAGGTAGATACACCACCTCCCCTCTCTGTATTATGAGCGTAGTAGCTTGCTTTAGCTGGGCTAGGTAATGGTCATTCCATAAGATGTGTGTGTGGTTTTTCTATTGGTATCAATTATGGCTAGATCCCTCGGCTCTGGTGACTTGGTTGACTGCTTAATCGAGTTTGTCAGATCTGCACCGCTAGTAGTGATTGATTATGACTATGGAATTGGTTCGTTTTACCCGAACCGAGAGTTCCTCTTTTAAGATAATTTGGTACAGGTACCTCTAAAGAGAAGTATGCTTTTCTTTCCTAGCTCCATAAGAAAGAGCTCCGCTCCAACGAACGGCTATTTGACTTGCAGCTCCTGAAATGTGTCAATCCCTGTCTTGCTCTTGCGTTCAGTGAGCCTCATCCTAATACTACTCCTTGCCTGACAAGCTTCGAATCCGGTCACCGAAGAACTACTACTTCATGAAATGCCGTCGATATTATTTCTAGTATAAACCCCTATTAACAAACTTAGCTAGCATACAGCCTTACACCGAAACCGGTCAGCTTTCTATTGAGCGCACGAAAGAGTGGAACGATAAGGAAAACAAGTAATAGGGCCTAGTGTTACTTACGAGATTACTAAGATAAGGTATTTTCCCTTGTAGTTACAGACTAATGATGCTACCGCCTGGATTTAGTTAGTGCAAAAAGGAGGACTTGCCGCCTTTGTTAAGCATGTTGCTATGATGAAAAAAAGTCTCGTGTAATCAGATGTGAAAAGGACCACTCTCGACCTCTATAGCCTAGGATGGACTCTGAGAAAGCACTAAATGTCTTAATGGATGCCCTTACCTCGAGTCTTTCCACTGGAAGCACAGAAAGGATACTCGGACTACTACAAAGAACGACAAGGCGTACGCATTCGCCAAGTGAGTAGCCGCTCTAGCAGCCGTGGCAGAACATCTTTCTTGAAACTTTTCAAGGGTAAAGTCAAGTCTCCTCACTTGACCCATTTTATTCATTCTCAACTAGCACAGCCACGAAGGTTTCTTTGCCCTTCTTGACTACCTAGGCTGCAAGGCGGATAAAGTAGGCACACGAGTCTTCACATTAACCGTTGGGAGCATGCATAGTCTTACTTCATGCATGATGAAGGAGGCACAGTCTGGGTTGATTCCAAGAAATCTATCTCTAATAAGACGACCTTTAAATCGTATAGGGGCTCCACAGTGCAATTAGTCGTACCTTTATTTTCATCCTACTATTTGTAGCTCCACGTCCTTGGCAATGCCAGAGATTGCTTTCGCGGCAGAGTTCACGACCTTGATGCGGCTGAAGTAGGGGATAAAGGCCGATACCAAGACCTTTTGTTGCTCTTTTCGTTCGTAACTACTAATGTTACGCTTTGTAGAGATACACGTGCCGTAGTGTATCTCTCCAAAAGAGGCCTAGTTATTTTATTTTATTGGTCTCGGTTTCCCATTAGGGAATTTGTCGATCCTGTTGTAATTAAAGATTGTAGATTCCCAGGCCCTTTAATTTCCGGTTCGGCCAGCCCTATATTTTACTAACGAAGATAACAATCCTGGAATGCAAAAAGACCAGAGAGATATCAATATTTCGTACCTTGCCCGGCAGACCCAATGCAGAAACAAGATCCGGGAACGGGAATAGCCTTGTTATTAGGAGGGTTCCTACCTCTTAAAGATGCAGCCTGTGGTATTAGTTGTAGTACCTGGGTTTCCAGGAAGTGCTTTAGGTGCCAGCTCTCACTCGGAGAGCAGCTACTTTCGTTCCACGTCATCTTCCTTGCGTAGATGCATTCTTGGGATTCTTCGATCCGGGCAGCCCCCGATGACAGATTGAAGTCCCGTCTGCTCTTCTTGTTTTCGTAGCTAAAGCAGAGTATTCTCCAATGTTGAGCCTAGACTTATTTAGGGTTTGGCCGGTATCTTTGTATTTCCTGCTATTGCGGTTTGGGGAGCTGACCGGGTACAGAAGATGTAATGGATCATTCCTTTGTTTGTGCGAAAGGAAAGGTAAGTCATAGGTAGGTTGCCGGGTGGGAAATGCCCATCTAATTTCAGCAAGAAGGAAAGATTGCGGAAGAGCATATCAAAGAAAGATCATTGAGAAGCCTCTAAGGCACATGCATCTATTTCTACACCCCGGGGCAGAATAGAGATTAAAACACTGCTGTAAGCCCTTTGCTTTGAGAAGGGAAGCTTTGATTCCAAAATATACGAATTGTTTGATCCGGAGATCCGAGATACAGAAGGGTAGTGGGGATAAGCACGGAACGAGCATGGAGAAAGAGAGAGATTAGGAAGTTTCAGAATGTTTCACAACTCAGCTAGTTTCTTCTTCCTCTCCAAGTCTTTCATATAGCCGGCGCACTGGGCTCTTGGGCCGCGGTTGCATTCTCGCCACTTGGGCCTTTCCCGCAACGCAAGATAATCCCGCCTTGATTCCTTCTCTTGCCGCGCACTGTGGCTGGTCCAACGCCTGGGCCGGGCATGACACTGCCCCCCTCTGAAGATGCTGCTGGTTCCCAGACTGCTGCAGAAGGAAACCTCGATTTAAGTACGTAAGAATCTTCCCAAGTAGTGATATGATCCGGCAGACCAGTCCAAGATACTCTCACTTGAGTGGTTGCTGCATTGCCAATCTTCTTTCTTTCCCAGATTGAGTTTGGTTCAGAGTCATTGACATCCAAAGCAATGTTCTCAGGCAAGGTACTGAAGACCGGAGTCTAGTTGGGAGTAAAGGGGTTCTACTGTGAAACATGAAAGACAGGATGCACTTGACTTGGGAGATCAAGTTTCTATGCCACTCAACCTTCCCCAAGATCTTGAAGGGTCCATTGGAATGCCAACTTGGGAAAAGGTCTATTCACCACAGAGCTTTGAGCAAAAGGTGGAAGTTTGAGCAGGACCAACTGCAAACTGACGCTCACTGCGTTTTGTATCCGCATAAGCTTTCATCCTTGTCTGAGCCCTGGACAAATGTTCCTTTAAAGCCTCTGGAAATCATTGCCTTTCCTTCAAAGTATCAACCACTTCTTGATTCGCAGAGCTGTCCAATTTGGGAAAGAAACCTGGAGATGGCTCAGTGCCATAGAAGGCCCTGAAAGGAGAGCATTGCAGTGCTGTGCGGTAGGCAGTGTTGTACCACAACTCAGCAGTGGATAGCCACTTATGAATCTACTTTCTTTTTTGGAGCATCATGAATAGCACAACGTAGGTACATCTCTAAGCACTGATTCACACGTTCAGTCTGTCCATCAGTTTGTGGGGTGAACTGTAACTTGGTGTCTAACAGCTTGCACAATTCTTGCCAAAAAGAGGAGCTAGTGAACACCCTGTCCCTGTCAGATACAATAGTCTTTGGAAGGCCATGCAATTGAACAATATTCTGTATGGAAAAAAACTTGTGCAACTTGAGTGAGGAGCGGATGTTTGAGAGGTCAAAAGTGAGCATACTTTGTTCACCTTTCCACAATGACCATGATCACTGAATATCCCTCTTCTTTAGGCTGCCCTTCGTCCATAGAAATGTCCTTCCTGGTATCAGAGACTCGTCGATCCGTAGTTGCCTGTGAATCCTTATCTGTATCCTCTCGATTGAGCCATAATATCCATTTGGCGGGTTGGTGGAGATTGAACGAAGCGATCGAATCATGGAGTTCCCGTAAATCTCGTACTGGTTGGCTCGATTTGGAGCGAGATCATCACGGCGCCACCCAAACCATCGGTGCAAACGCAGTTCATCAGCATTCGAGAAGTAGTATAATCAGAAGAATGAGAGAACTAGTACTAGACCATTCCCTGGAGCCTGAGCCTGAGCCTAAACGGAACGCATCCACCATCCAATTTCCCATGCCTGATGAGTTCTTGGATGAAATTGCTGGAGCTAAGTATTTGACAAAGCTAGACCGGAATTCTGGATTTAAGAAGTGGGGGAAGATAGAGAGATCCGGTATAAGGTTCCTGATACTATAGTTGATAGTTCCTCGTAAGAATATCTTTGCTTGAAACTCGACTTGATAGTATAAGGGTTCTATAAATTACATACACTTACAGTATGATAAGATAATTAGACATTGATTTTCCTATCCTCCTGTAGGCAACTAAGATAAATACTTATTAAGAAAAAGAAAGACGAAAGGGTTGGGTTTCAAGTGAAAGTGCATGGGAAAAGAGAGTGGTTGACCAGAGCACTGACGCAATCATGCGATCTGCCGTCCAATAATTTGTATCTCCAATCACAAGAAGCTATGACTCTTGATCAGAATCACAGGTTGAGGAAATCCACTACTCTTTCGCCTGTATACTCTACTTGTTTCGGCTGTCGGTCCACAGGAAGAAGCCCTAGGATAGCAATCACACCATACGCCTCGGTTCTCTTGATTTTTAATAGGGGTATTCCAAATGTTGTCAACCAGACCAGACCGATGCCCAACCTTGAAAATGAGAAGTGGATATCACTAAACTCAAGGGTGCCATCTTGTCATAAAGATGAAGGGGCAGAGTTGGTTTAGGAATTTCATCCACCTATAGCTGGTGCCAGTACTAGTCGCCTTTTTCCTTAAGCAGACGTCTTTTATGCGCAGATAAGAGAAGTGCCGGATCGGATCAGTTAACTGAATAGGGGCAGCCCCATATAAATAGTGCCGAGTAATCCAACCTTATATTTCTCAAATCTAATCAAATGTGGCTCTTCGAGAAAGAACGAGTTTCGTAGAGTACTTTGTCATTGAGATGAAAGCTTTCCCGCTTTGGGCCTATCTATGATTGCTCTCTTTGGTATTAGCTTGATAGGTAGTACAGGACCCACCGATTCAAATAGAATCGAATCGGATAAGAAGATTGGAAGTGGTAGACCCTAGGGTGCTCACCCGGGAGGACTTGGACCGCACTCACACTCATTTATTAGATAGAAACTATTCCACACATGGAACTTAAACTGTTCAGGGACCGGTGACTAGCAAGCCGATGCGATCGTTGAGATTATTATGGAATGCCGATAGGGACCTGCTATTCGGCATAGTCTGGAGGCCGTTGGGCTGAGCTCACCTTTGATGAATGTTGCTCGATTTTGGCGGAGTGCTTTTCACTCTGCTCTATCCGAGATTAATAGTAGATGTAAGTACAGACTCAAGGATGGCTTAGGCCGTGCCTTGCAGGGAGGTTAAGTGGTCTCAACTCTAATGACTCCTTTCCCCAAAAAAACAACTCCCTAATTCCACTTCAGAAATAAAAATCCTCTCTTCTTCTAGGGAGGTCCCGGGCCAGCTTTCAAGAGAAGAAGTAGGCCGCTACACGCACGACTGCCTTGGTTCTTGGTAACTGCTTCTTCTTTGAGCTCAGTTAATAAAGTTCTTCTATTAGTTTATTTCTCCCTAGCTTTTGTAACAACCAACCCTTGCATTTCCTTATGCCGGCACTTTTGTAGCTGACTAGAGAACTCAATATAGTTGTACAGGTTGGAAGGTATCTTGTTTCCGGGAATGGCTCTCACTTAAATTAAACTTACTGAAACTTAATGAAATGATAAGAAATAGGAAATGATTTTTTGCGGATGCAGCGTGATGTTTGAATTATGGTTGGAGGTCGTATCGCTAGCGGTCCTTTTCCGCTAGTGCTCTATTTTCAATCCGCCATTCCACGCTCCGCGCCTTACCATCTGTTTTTCGTTCTCCTTTGCCATGGATTCCAGTGGATGGTAAAGAAGAGATTCAGAAAGTGGGTGCCCGTGTCGTAACTAATTTAGAGGAGGGCGGTTTATAAAATCCGGGTTGGTAGGTTGTGCTTCCTCATCGCCAGTGTCTTTGCTATCTATCTGTAGGTTTTTCTGGATGTGGAAAAAAGTGCCGGTTCTACATTGTTTTTTAACAATACATATAAGAGCTCCTAAGGGTCTCTTCTCCAAATTTGGGTTACGCAACCTAAGCTTTAAATCCACTTGGTAAGGTTATTAAGTTTGTTCCATCTGGCACTGTTTGAAAGACAGGGAAGGACGGGTCTCTTTTAGTGGGTTATGGCCTAGCTGAGGAGTAGGAGCTAAGAGAGAGTCTAAAGTTTTGGTTATCGTCGACTTGCCTATCTATTTTACATGACTGGCCAAGAAGGTTATCCTTTTAAGATGAAGAAGAAGTCGAGGAGTGGTTGCTACCATTTCGGAGAAACATCGCATCGCTATATTAATAGAGTGATGTGGCTCATCTACGTCAATTATAGGAACGGAATCAATAGAGGCACTTGGTTAAGCCCTGCCATAACAACTATGATCACATAATAGATACCTGTTTTCATTTCGAAACCAAGGCTAGCATTACTGCGCCTCTACCACTCTTGCAAAAGCGAATTAAGCAGCGGGTCCTCAACCACTAAAAGTGAATCGAAACCTCTGCTATTCATCCTCTCCCCTTGGTCGAGCCCTTCGTCCTCTGTACCCCGGGCTTCCTCCTATCCGCTGCATTACTAGACTTCTCCTGAGCCAATTCCAGCCCTAGAGGAATAATAGCACTTCTTTCTTTTAAACAAACGGACCAGGGCCACCCCCAAAACAAATCGTAAAGCATATTTCGTAATGAATGATTCCGTTCTGCAATTCCATCTAGATGACCTTGCCTCTTCCTTAGATTGTGGTTAAGGGGAGTCTTTATGCATACCAAGGGCGGCAGGGTTATGTGTTCGTAGACCATACTAATCCCTCCTCTCCTAGAATAGAACTTACTTTACCGGATGGTTTAAGTCGAGGTGACGTGACTGCTAGTCCGGCAGTGCATCCGTACAATCCCTATCCTTTGTTGGTTCCAATCTTGATCTCTTTGGTGAAGCTTTATTTATTCATGAGTCTAAAAGAAGGGTTACATTAGAGTGATCTTCTAATATTTCCTTACCTTTCCTATTGACTTATCCGCTTTTAGGCTGAGGCTTCAAATCTCGAGAGGAGAGGGGGTTCTACCTTATTAGGTAAGGGAGGTTCACCTTGCCTCGAATCGCCTAATGATACCACTTAAAAGTAGACATTGGACCCAAATCCTGTTTCTCGAAGAGAGCTGTAAAATTAGTGACGGTGAAGAGTCAACTCGTATACCCACTGTTAATACACCTCACCTTTTATGCACGGGGACAGATCGGCTTATCAGGTTACCAAATAACCTATTCTCGACCCCATTCGAGCAGATATGGGGAAGCAAACCTATTGCCAATGCAATTCTTTCTAAGCCGTTAGTTCACTTGCTGCAACCAAGACAAAAGAGAGGTATCAAGATTCCAATTTGCCCGTCTTCCATGACTGGCACTATTCACTTCGAGGAAAACTCCCAAGCTGATGCCAACACCCGACAAATAAATACACAAACTTTGCTTTGCTGATCTATTCTTTGGGTGGGAACTCTTCAACCGAGGAAAGGAGAAAGCATTGGTTCTTCCAGCTAGAATAGAAGACGCAGAGTAAGTTGGTTTAGTAGCTGGGAAAACAATGGGGTCCCGGGTATTGAATGAGTGTAATCTGGTTACGGGGTTCGATCTTCATTCAAATATAATGAATAACCCTAGCAGGCCATGGCCAAGTTCTTATTATTCGCACGATCCCATACTCGTAAATTTACCACTTACATTCACATTCTTCGAATGATCATTAGGGAGTAGGCTTTCGGATTTTAAAGCAGGGAAACTGATGATGCGAGTCTAGTTAGAACCAGTTCTGCTAATCTCTAGTAGTCAAGTGAGCTGTAATTATCGTTTCGTACAACAACCCTCTATGCAATTTCGAGAAAAGAGCAGTTCGATCTAAGGAATGGCATTCTCTCTATCATAGCTTGTGTTCTGCCGTGAGTGACTCCGCTTGAGAGTCCCATTTCACTCTGACGAGAGCCTGCTTCTTTTTTAATTATATTGGTTGCCCCTATCTTCGATATATATATATAAGTTCAGTGTGGTCAGTAACTCCTAACTCCCTCTCCCAGCTTTATTCGAAATGCGAGCATTAAAACCCGGAACTTAAACTAAAGAAAGGCTATTTCATAGAGAATGGAGCGTGCCGAGCACCAGATTGTTAAAGATTCTCCAACGCATCTACTATTTCATTCTGTATTGTCGACCGCAGGTGGAATTCACTGGGTTATGGTCACGGGTTGGTAAACAACTACTTTATGGAGTTTAAGGACGGCGGTAAAGCAAGTAAGCATCGTCCGATCGGCAAGCTGTTTTCTTCAGGTCGCTAAAAGTGCCAAGTATGTTTCCCTATTTATTGAATATGTTGATAAATGAGGGTCGTCTTTATCCTAGCATGTTCTGCCCATGGCATATCACCACCAAGAGAAGAGGTCTTATCTTCTTTTCTTTAAGTTAAGTCGAGTCGAGCCAATGAGAAGGTTATGGATTACGTGCTTTTCTGCGCATGTCAAGCTCTAAGGCTTCTCTGAAACCTGAGGATAGCCCACCCTAAAGTAAGAATAGGAAAGGAAGCAGCCGGTATGCCTAAGTGAAAAAGTGAAGTGGTGGGTTTTTTAGAAGAAAGCGGGAGCAGCCCAAGCGTAATCTTCGAAACTCTCTGTACTTGCCTTCGACAAAGGGGAAAATGTGACCCTCATCTTTTCATTTTCTTGGGAAACTGGCTATCCATATTCACTCCATTCTTGATTTCTTGATTTATCTATTGATTTTAAACTCTTGGACCTGCCGCCTACGAACCAGCACTCATACGACGAGAGGGTAACCCAGACGACTATCCTGTCTCGCCCATCTCGGAAACTAGAACCCAATTAGCACTATGAGCAGAGCAACCGATGCTTCACATCAAGCCACGCTTCTTCTTCGAAAGCTGCAAACCCCTGTGCAACTAGGGGTAACCTGAGGGAGGGCTATCTACGAGAAATAATCCACTGATCCTGTAGCAGTACCTTTAGAGGCAATAGCCGATATCCAGAAAAAATCTAGACAGAGTCTATCCGCGAGCCCCGAACCTGACCCATCCCAGATAGCGCCCTGGCAGCCCGATGGATCGGCAGGGTGAGTAGGAATTGGGAAATCATATGCTGGTATTCCTAGCAGTGAACCTTGAATTCAAATTTAGTGTATTGGTATCTTCATTCCTGGAATTAAACTTCTTCAAGAAGTTACACGCAACGCAGCCTTTAAATATGCTTGCTTGGGGAGGATACGCGGGCAGAATTGAGCCTACTAGAGAGTAGGTATGAGGAACGGCTCGAGCCTAGTAGTTATGATGAACGGAACAGTACTGTGATCTTTCTCAGTGGTTCTATCTTTCGAGGAACGGAACAGTGGTTTGATCTTACTTGGCCTGGAGTGGCAGTTGCTTTCTTTGGTATTTGCAAGCCATATGGGAAACCCTGTCCATATCAAGCTACGCTGAAACCCTTTCCTCTGCGGATGAGACAATCCATACAATACTGAGAAACAGCCTCTGCTCTGCATCTGGGCTCGCCCTTCGGGTGAATTCAACAAGAAAGAAATAACATTGATCACTACTTCTTTTGACAGGAATGAACCCTCATCTTCAGCAGGTATACATTTTATGGTGCATTTTCCTTTACACCACACTTGGGCTTCTGGGTTTTGGTTGATATTTTACCATTTTGTTTGGCAGGCATCTCTGACTTCCCTTCATTTGGGCCTTCTGAGGAGATGCTATTAGAGTTTGTTGAGTGGGAGGTGCCTTTTATGAGTGTGGCCCCTCTTTCAGTGGCTCCACCTCTTTCTCCTGACACCGTCCTGACTGGGTTGATGACTCCCAGATCAGATATCAGCAGCGACGCCAGTGGGACATATGCAGGGGTGGTGTTAGCTCTACCTTGCACTTGGTAGTTATGTGCCACTTGGTTTCTTTGTATTGGGTTTTGTCTTGATGGACTTTATGTTTCTTGGATTTGGTATTTCCTGTTTTTATTTGGGTCTGAGCCTTTTGGGCCTCTTTTGCACTATGTGGTTATTTGTGCCCTTTTTATTTTTCGGTTTTCCATTTATGCATTTACTTGTATCGGTTGACGCCTGAAGGGTCGCGACGCGATCCATTTTCCATATAGGCGCCTTTAACCATCACGTCGCCCCGTTTCATGCCTTTTCATGCAACTTGAAAGGACGCACGTCTTTCACTGGTTCGGCTTATAAGTGGGACGATTACAGAGATTGCAATCTATCCCATTTTAACTTTCTCATGGCTGGCGTTGTGAACCCCAAACGTCCTCGAGATGAAGGCAGTTCCTCTGCCCAAAGCGCTTCTCCTTTTACACCCAACTGGTCTTTTGATCCGGGGAACCGCTATTTGTTTCGTGATGAAGAGGCTTGTGAGTTTTATCAAACCAACATCTGTGGTGGGGATCGTCATGCTGCCCCCTGTTTCTTCTTCCGTCTCCAGGGACGTTTCCTTTCCCGCCACTTTGACATGATAAAGGGCTGGCTTGATTCTTGGAGTCTCAAGGGTCTTGCAGACTTGACCCGAGTTTACCATCCTGACATTACTAGGTTGTTCTATGCCAACCTGCGCATTTGTTATGATCACCATGGCACCCCTTCTGCTTCCTCCTATCTTTTTGGCAGGTTTATTTACTTTGGGGTTGACAACTTAGCCGAGGTACTCAGAGCCACAAACACACTGGACGGGCTATCGGCTTATGCCTACCAGAGTTGGCCGTATGGACACGGGACATTCAATAGTCATCGTGAGTGGTTTAAGGCTCCCAAACCTGAGGCTGGTCGCGAAGAGATTTCAACGGTCCATTTGCCTGCGCTTCATAGGTAACCCTTTCATTTTCTTCTTTTCCACCTTCATTTTGGTCATTTTCCATCTTCCATGTTATGATTCTCTTTCGTTCTCCTTTCAGGCTGCTGTTCCTGATAGTGAACTATCTGATCTTTCCCCAAGGTCCGCTTTCACAGTTTGCTCGCCCTGGGACTTTGTTTTATTTGAGACTTCTGGTGCTCAAGCGCGAGAAGATTAACCTCCCGAGCCTGATCCTTCAGCATATGCATCAGGTTGTAAAGGTACCTGAGGGCCCTTTGCCGTACGGCCACTTGATTGAGACTTTGATGGCACGCACCAATATTGCTATGCCCCGTGTTTTGTGGGGCAATCCGATTGAAGAACACCGTCATGTCGCGTATCCTCGCAACTTAACAGACGAGTTGTTGGATTATGGTTTCATCCAGACTGTGCACGGCTACCTGGTTACAGACCCTGAATATCCAGTGAACAGTCATATTTTGCACCGTTTTGCGGCCGGTAACCAGTACAGTCCTGTGAAAGAGGCTTCTCCTCCTTCCCCAGACGGTTCTGCTATAGAGGAGCTTCCGCCCATTCAAGAGCAGCTGGACCAGCAATTTGGAGAACTGGGCGCACGCATCGAGAATGTGGAGGCAGTCTTGCAGTCCATTCATAACACTTTGGAGTCTCTTGTGGCAGCTTTGCCTGTGCCGCCTGTGGCTCCAGCTCCATGAAGGATTTCGTTTGGTTATGCATTGATTTTGGTTATTTGGATATTTGATTATGGTTTTTTGGTTGTAATTGTATTTTTTGGCTATTTGGAATTTGTGGACTTGTAAGTCTATGACATGGGTTATTTTGGTATTTTGCCCCCTGTATGGTTCAGGGGTTTATGGGTTTTATACATATGGGTTTTGGATGGCTTTTGTGCATGCTTTTAGATTTTCAGCAGAGGCTACAAAAGGGGTGGAGCTCTATCTCTGAAAAGCCTGCCGGTGGGACAAATATTGGTAGGATAGGTGCTCCTTTGGGGTTTGCTGCCCCCTGTTCAGAGTGAACAGATGACAGGGGTTTTCTCCAGGCTCTTGGGCACGGCAGCCAGGAACTTACCGGGGGGACGTGGGTTCTATTTTTATCTCCTGTTCCCATTTTGGGCTCTTCCTTTTTATGGTAGGTAGAACGGGTATTTGTTTTTATTTTTCCAAGCTCTTGGGTACGGCAGCTAGGATCATACCGTAGTCGGTAGTTTAAGGTCCAACACGACTATGGACCCCTCCGGGCTTTAAGATAGGCTTATTCTGTGACATGGTAGACATCGCCTAGGTTTCGGCTTTCATAAGGGTCATTTGGGGTATATGAGTTGTGGCTAGGATTGGTTTTGGTATGCACTAATCCTATTGGTAAGTTTCCCCGTTTTGTGTCTTAATTTAAAGTTAAAGACGCGGAACTTTTATTCATCCTTTAGTTCGGTGAGATGAATAGACACCTAGTACCTTTTTTCAAGCACAAGGCACAACGCTTAGGGTCGCATTCTTTTTAAATGTAGGCCTTTTGTTGAGGGAAATGCTCCATAATTGTCCGAAAGGACGAAGCACTCCTCCACTCTTGGCCCGATGGGACTGAGTGTGTAGATTTGGGGTTTGGTTTCGATTGTGAGGTTTCATCTGATTCCTATTTGGGTTGTGGTATTTAACTTCACTTTGGACTTTAAGACTGATTTGCTGGGTTTTACTAGGGCCTTATTGGATTATATATTATTGGTTTATATATTTTAGGTTTATCTTCAGGTTTTGCATTTTCTATATTTTTTGGTGTTTTTGGTATTTAGGGTTTTACTATTTTACTTTATGGTTATTTTTTTAATTTAGGGCTTTGCTCAGGGATATTCCACAATGTTAAAAAGAACGGAACACCCCATTGAGCGTGGGCCCGGTGGGATGTAGATGTTCCCTTTCAGGTATCGGCGATTGTCATGCTTGAGCCATTACCTTACTTCCATTTGAGAGCGAAAACACGCGACATTTGAAGCTTGGCGCTAATTCGAAGCCGAAAGATTCCTTTCTCCTTTACTTGAGTTCTGCTTGAGGATGAGGCATTGATTCGAGGCGCGGTGCCGATCGCTGTTGAAAACCTCCAGATGAAATACCAGACACGAGGCACGGTGCCGATCTGATACAGAATGGCCTCTTTCTTCTTGATTTGCCTCAGGTTCTAAATTCCAAGCATTGCTGATCTAGGACTTGAACTTGGATTTCGTTTTCTATTTAGCTTTGGATTTAGGTTTGGTTTTGGACTTGGTTGTTGGTTTGATTCTTTATTTTGACCTTCGTTTCATTCTTGGTTCATCTTTGGCCTGAGAGCTCTGAACATTCCCTGCCAGCGAGTAACTACTAACGTTACGCTCTAAAAAACTCAAGTGAAAGAAGCCCACATACCCACTCTTCTTTCCTCCCCTGCGGGGAGCCTCGTACTACCTGTTGGCCTTGGAAGCCGCCAGATATACTAAACCAAAACACTCGAGACAGAAACCCATAAAACAGAACGTAGCACCCGGCCAATTTCTCACCCCCTCTGCCTCATATTAGAGAATGCACCCACCTTTCACCCGAAAAAAAAGAGTTTATGACCTCCGATATTTCGAATGTCTAATGCGCTCTTTCTCTTCCTCTGGCATGTCGAGGAGAAACCTACGGAAGTCTTTAAACTCGGCGCTTGCGCTTCTCCAGTATTTTACGTCCTTAACGCTTTGGTTGAGGTCTTCTGTACTGAAGTCTTTGTACCTGGCGTCAAGAAAGATTTGGGCTGGCTCTCTTATAAACCCCCCCCCTCCCTGCAATTCCCAACGTGGGAACATCTTGTCTTTCTCTTCCTTGTGGGCCCCCCCCCAAAAGTAAGCAAACTGCTTCGCTACTTCTTTGCTGGCAGCTTGCCTGTCCTCCTCTGAGGCGACCTCTGGTTCAGGGGCAACCTCTGGTTCAGGGGCAACCTCTGGTTCAGGGGCAACCTCCGGGGCGGAGTCGTTGAGATCTGGGAGTTGTGGCGGACCCCCACCCTCAGGCCGCTGCTCTTCGAGAATAGCTTCCTGACGCTGCTGCTCTTCTCGAGGAGCAGCTTGTTCTAATAAGTTTAGGTCCTCCTGCCTTGGTGGTGCATTCAAGTCGAGATCCAGGGGGCGGCGGCGTTCCTCCACCAGCCCTCGCCCAGAACCTGATACCGGGACGGGGGCTTGACTGCTTTGCCCGGATCCCTCCTCGTTGCCGGGACGCACCATCTGATTTGAGGCGCCCAGATACGGACTGCCCCTGCCCTTGGGCGGGACTTGCTCCTGGCCCCCTAAGGGCATGGGATCTCCACCCTGCTGAGACCCCTTCAATAATTCTACCAGTTCGTAGACAAGTTGGTGAATCCAAGCGCCGAGTCCCGACGTTAGGTCCAACAGGAGCTCCATGTCCGGGCAGAGGCACCAGAGAACCAGACCCACCAAAATATAAATAAGGATGCAAAATATTATACGTGTGATTTGCATTTATTTCCTATGTCCTTCCCCCCTTTGCCCTAAAACGAGTTAAACCTCCCGATTTTCTATTTCCCCTTTTTTTTAGAAGGTCTTCGTCTCCGTGTATTAGCAAACTCTCCAAATTTATGACCAACCTTTCCTTCAGTAATTTGACAACGAACAGGAGTTTTTCCATTGTAAATGAGTACGGAACAATCAACGAATTCCGGCGAAATAGAAGATCTACGTGACCAAATTTGCCTGTTCTGAACACTTTCTTTCTTCTGCATTCGTGAAAGGAAAGCATCAAAAAAACTTCCCTTCCATATGGATCGTCGTGGCATAAAAGAAATTCTGCCTTTTACCACCCCTTGCCCGAAATCCTGCTTTGGTGGGCTTCCCCACCAGCGACTCTTACTTTGATCACTTCGCATATTGGCTTAATATTATCTACGGCCTCAACCATCAGTTTGATTACATCGAGTTCATTTCGAGCTGGGCAATGAAAGGTCTTATAAAAAAGAGCACGAACTCGCGTTCTTTTACCGTCGATCATGCGAAAGTTGACCAATTTCTTTATCAATTCTTTTTGCTCACCATCCAAGTCACCCATATAGCTGAGAATTCCTTTGCCTAGTTTTTGTTTGCCTACCGCCGAGAGAGTTTTTTTTCCAAGTCGTTGTTTGAATCTTGACCGGGTCCGAGCTTCCCAAGCTCTATGCTGTTTGGGAACTCCGCAAGGGTCTGACAACCTTGTTTCTTAACTATCTTTAAGTCTTTGGGGTACTTTGGGATTATATGACGCGCCGAAGATTTGTGCTTGTGGGCTAGGGTTTTTATAGCGGACCAGCGGATCTGGTAGTCGACAATCGTTCGGACTTGGTAAAGGTTGTCGCAGCACCTGTAGTAGGACAAAGGACTTATCGCGATGCCCGCGGACCGATTTACTATGTCTCCGTCGCTGACGTTGGTCAAAGAGGCCACGTGGATTGGGCTGGGTCTTCTTCGGCTAATGATACCTCGATCTCGAAGCCTTCGGAGTATCTTTTTTATAGGTGCCTCTATCCGTATGGGGAATTCGCTGCTGAAAGATCCCGCCCAGTTTCCCTTGCCTTTCCCCGCCGCCTTCCGGCCCGCGGGGGTCCCCAATTCTTTTAGAGACACATTCATACCCGGAGACTCCCTGTTGTCCGGTGGCACCTTGCTTCGACCTGAACTATGCAACAACGAGATCGCCCTTGCTCCTTGCCGGATGTGCTTTACGGTTCCCCATAATACGCTCACTTGGGTACTTCTGAGTCCTTCTTTTCCGAGAGTATCCGCCAGTTGAACCGCATCCAGTAAACGACCTCTTCCGCTCATCCCCTTCGTCAGCTCTTTGATCGGGATACTATTTCCTAGGTCCCTAAACTTGGAATGGATGGCGGAGCGTAGGTGGCAAGCAGTTATATGGATACGGTGCTTTACCCGTAGACGCTTCTCCAGCTCTCGCAAGAATTTTCTGGGAGTCGTCCTCGGGGGGACTTCCCGAATTACCGTACCGAGGAATTCTACCTTACTCCGTGCAGCTATGGTTGTTGATCCTGCGGATCCCTTCAGGCCGGATTGTAGAAAGTGGGTTATACGTTTTTTTATTTCTATGAGAATAAATACGGCACCCACGATTCCTAGTAGTAAGTCGTCAGCATATCGCGCGTAAAAAATCCTTATTAAGAAGGAATGGCTTTGAAAGGGGGCCGGCTGGAGGAGCTGGCCTCTCTCTGATGACCTGATAACTAGTATCGCCTTCCCACCCAGCTCTATAAGCAGGCCCCTTCTTTTGCAATACTGAAGAAGGTCTCTCATGGCCAAATTCGGAGTTAAGCCACCTTTTCTACCATAGAATTCGGCCTTCGGGGTAAACCCAGCGGCTTCTATGAGGAAGGCGGTGCAAAGCAGGCTCGAGGGCTTGTTCAGGAAGGCGGCAAGGGACGCTGAAGAGGGGAAAAAGTAAGGATTTTTCTGGTCTCCCCTTCGCCGGAGGAGGCTTGCGGGGGGGGTGTGCCACGACGAAACAAGGGAATGAAAGGTTGGTTTGCGTTGGATGCTCTTTACCCTCCCCACAATGATGGCTCTGTTGTCTTGTGGAGCATTGAAGCTTGCTTCTTCTCCATACTTTTCTTGGTCATCAATACGACGACCTGTCCTTAAGAGAACCGATCTTATTCTCTGAACAAGAGGAATTTCGTGCTTCTGTCGGATCCTCCCTATTTCATGATCGAGCTTGTGTAGATATATATTGCCTAGTAGGGCCGAGAGTAGTACACTGTGTGGGACGGAGTCAGGGCCCTTCCCACCTCTTACGATTAGCCCGGAAGAAAAAAGATTCTGAGTGGAGTAAAAGAACTTGGAATCGTCGATCTCTTCCTTCAAGATGGAGATTAATCGGTCTTGGTCGATGGTGTTCAAACACTTCCTTATGTCGAATTCCAAAAACCAGCGAGAGGTTCCCCACTCTTCTTTGATCCGTCTGAGGGCCGAGTGGCAACCTCGACCCGAGCGGAAGTGCGATGTGTCTGGAAACTCGGGATCGTAAATGAATTCGGGTACCATTTTTATCGCCTCTTTCATGATCTTTTCTATGGGTAGCACTACTGTGAGCGGTCTCAACTTCGAACCTATCGAAGTTTCATAGACTCCAGGCTGATTTAGTCTGTCAATCTCATTAACTATCTGAATTTCCAGTTCTTGATTCCTTTGTACTGGCGGCATAAGTAAAATTAGATTAATATCGTACTCCTCTTCCCCCAGTCTCCAACAAGCACCGGCTGCACTGCGCTCAATTTTATGCGCGTAACATGCCGTAGTTACTCGCTCGGTGCGCGTTAGGCGCAGTAGTTTTCTTGCTGGAGAGAATTTCTTGGTTTTTGAACTCAGCAACGTATAATGTTACGAGTGAAAAAGGCAGGTTATCTCGCCCGCCCAGAGAGTTCATCTGATAATTGCGTGGGTTCTACCAACGAAAAGCAAGAAGGGTAAAGCTCCGACTGGCCGGAACAAGACACACTCAAAAAACACACTATTGACGAAAAAACCCAATGAAAAAGAAAGCAAAAAGAAAAGAGAAAAGAGAAAGAAGACGAGTAAGAAGAGAGGCTTTTCGTTCGTAACATGCCGTAGTTACTCACTGGGTCTAATCTGAGAAAGTCTCTCGTTCCTGGGTGCTGGCATTGTATAAACTCCCTAAATGCATGAAGAACCCACCCTGCGTTTTCATTCAATCAGTCTTCTCTACTTGCCTACAGTTAACAGTTGGAGCTGCATGCGTATGGCTCGACCCAGCTCTTTGTCCACGCGTGCCTACAGCAAGCACCTTGGGCCATAGGGTTTTCGCTTCGATAAGAGCAGAGAAAAAAAAAACACACACAATAAGCTTTTTTCAGTCTCCAAAATAGAACTGAAGTGACCAACCAGCAAGCAACCCTTCTTCAAGATGCATGTTTCAATAAGCATATTTTTATGATTGATAAACGCAAGTGGGACTTCTCCTTTTCTTTAATCTGGAACTTCCCCTTCGAGAAACTTTTCTTTAATCTCAGTAAATCAAACGGAGTTTTAGAAATGCAAACTACAACTATATATGATACTATGTAAATAATTACACTAAAATAGATAAGATAATATGTAAAAAATCACGGTGCATTATACTATATGTGACTTTATGCTCGTCAGCCTTTTCTTGGCCGGAGATTTTGATCCAAAAGAAGAGAAAGTGAGATCGGGACAGACAGGATTCAATTAAAGCTCGCTGCGCATCCGATGCCTGTAAGGCTCATCTTTGGCCACATGTTGATGACGGATGAAGTGCAAATGTTGGAAATGAAGTACTTGCCCTTCCTCACGGGTAAATTTATTTTGGTGGAGCATCCCACACTGCAATATGGCAAGTAGCGAAACATTTGCGAACACAGAGGAGGGGTCTGCTTCGGGCGGTGATGTCCTTCGGCTCAAGCCTTGGAGCAACAAGCCCTACCTGGGCCACTCGCTCGTTAAAGCAAAGCGCCCACAACCTATTCTTCGCTACAAGGAACGATGATCTGAAAGCATTAAAAGTCGCATTGATGCTTTTAAGCTTTCCGTGAATTGAAGATTGACTTAAGATTCGGTATATCCAAAAAGAACGAGATTCACCGCAACCAATAGAAGCAAGACCACCATTAGAAGAAGAGGTGGATGCCGAGGCATCGGACGAAAGAGGAGATGCTCCTGGGACTACTACATCAGCCGTTGACGGTGAAGCCTAATCCCACAAGGAAGCATCGGATCCCTTTTAGACATACTACCAGCGCTCCACTTTACAGGAGGATTTGACTTCCTTTCCTCCGGGACCAAGATTGACAGATGTCAGAGTGATAGAGAAGGCTTTGACTGTGTTTGCTTGGTTGGGTCTCCAAAGCCCAAGGAAGCAGAAAAATGCCAGGAATTAATTTACCGCGTCGAGATTAACCTTTGCAGGACTCTGTGGAACTGAAACGCATCTTGGAGTAGGTCTTGAACTAGAAAGAAGAACTGGTCTAGCCACGTGAGAGAGTAGTAGGCGACAAGCCTCGGGACAAAGCGTCAGCGGCTGCAAGGGAGAAAATAGTAAAGTAAAAAGATAGGCCAACAAAGCTACAGCTCGACAAAGTATTGGAAGGGAAAGTAGTCCAACCAACTAGACCGAAGAGTAAGCGACTGTAAAGTAATAGAGCACTGTAACTGGTAAAGTTAGTAGTCGGTAGCCAGCTTCAAAACTAGAGTAGAGTGGAATCAGACATACACCTTATTTATTGTACAACCATCTGCTTACAGACCGCTTCGCGCCTAGCCGCCACTCGCTTTGACAATGAAAGCTGAGCAACCATTAACGTCTTGAAGAATTCAACTTATTAGGAGTATCTTTGCTCAGCTTAGATAGACAGCTTTCGCTAGATCCAGAAAACAAACTAAGATTGTACACAACCGTCTATTCACTTCACTTACTGTTCCTCTGGAAGATACGTTAGCTGCAAATACATTATCACTTAATACTCTTAAAGAGGTTAGGAGCGCAGATAGAGAAGAGAGATATCATGTCTCAGCTTATTCAGCTTTGCTTTCCCCGTACCGCAAGTGGAGTCTGTAGGCCCGATCTTTTGGCATTCATCTCCAGCTCTGTCCCTGTATTCCAACCGGTCAATCTGGTCTTGGGGAGTTCGAATTCGATACTCCTATGAGTTTAGTAACTATGTGTGTTGCTCCGGTAGTCCACCTAGTACAAAGAGTCCGAATTTCCTTAGTCCAAGGGCAATCTCAGGTAGAAATACCGGATAGAAAGGTTTAAACCCTCTCTCGTTGGAAGTTCCCCCTAGCCCCCTTCTATAACTTACTAGAATTACTCGGGGAAGATTCACGATCCCTCCTTATCGAACCATAGCCTTCCCATTTGCTGAAAATCCCCGGTAGGGTCCGCGGGTTACTAAAACTCAGCCTTCTCCCCCGCCATCCCCCCCAATTTTCTTTTATGTCGCGCACAGGCCATATATGGTTCTCCCATATACCTAGCTAGCTCCTTGCCTGCCTATGAGCTGAAGTGCTGTCCTCAAGGCATATAGCCAGCCGTAACGGTTGTCTGATTGGTATTTTTCCTTGCTTGCTTCTTTGCTTTTGCTTCCCACAACAGAAGGAGGCTTTACCTAAGAAAGATAAAAAGTAAGTCCTTCCTTACCTACTACATATATGAAACCAGCACACATCTACCAGTGAGAATTCCCTTTTACATACTTTCGTTGAGATTCAACGAAGCCGCTTTGAGGAGTAAATAGTGTAGTGACTTGCTAGCGTAGTGAAATGAATGGTGTAAACAACGAGGTTTTTCCAGATGTATGAATTGCCTAAATGGATTGAGTGTATACGATATTCTTCTTCACGGACACAAAAAGATGAAGAAGGAAAAGCCGAAGTAGATGAACCCAGAATTTAGGAAGGCAAACCCGGGACTGAGGGGGGGAAAGGAGGAAAAAAAGGGGAGAATTGATAGGATAACATATCCCGAGATAGATAGGCTCTCATTTGTTGACCAATTTAGCCAAGTTTCGCTCCTCATTTGTCAAAATATCTAAATCGGGGACAAGTAACCGAAGAGGAACTCCTCTTTTTTTATTTATATGGTTAAAGAGAAAGAGTAAGCAGGCCATCCTCTAGATTCCACAACACGTGCTTCCATTGTGGATATCAGAAAGTACAAAGTGGCTAATGAATCTGAAAACCCATTCAACGCTCTAGGAATGTAGTCTAATACCACATCTTCAAACTTATTAGAGAGTCAAGAAAGATACCTAGGGCGTTCAGCTTCTCATCTCGTATCTTCCAGTTTCTCAATAAAGGACATAGACAAGCAAGACCGGATCGAAAGATAGAAGATACTTTGATTTCCGTTCGCGAGGTACTTCGCTTCTGGACTCATCATCCGTAGCTTCAATCTGGTAATTAATAGCGGGGTACCTTTGGGGTGCTGCTGATCCATACATGTCTAACTTAGGCTTGACCGACCTATTTCTCTTTATTTCTTTTAGCAATGATGTGAACCCTTTATCGCTCCCATGGAGCTCTCCAGTGTTCCTAATGGATATATGGAGGAGGGAGGGGATACTGAATGAAGAATTGGGAGGATGATCGAAATGGAGAGAGAATAACATGGATCAATCAGTTGAGCAAGGGCGAAGCTGGCACTGGATACAGTTTTGTGAACTCCTAATAGAATTTCATTCTTTCTTGAGCATTCAACAGATTGGTTCTCGATTTTGGAAGGGTTTGTTGTCTCTCTAAAAAGTGAGTATTTAGAGACTTCATAGAGGAAGGTGGAACAGTACCTAAACCAAGCTGGGGTGGGTGGTACCCTGGTGAACACTTGAGATAAGTATGAGAATTAGTGTTCTACCACCAGAGATAGCCAGCTCACCCATCTTTTAGGCATCTGACTGCACTTACATCTAAGGTAAGTTTAGAAACACTGATTCACTCTTTCAGTTTGTCCGTCCGTCTGGGGATGGTAAGCTGTTTAATAATGCAAAGAAGACCCCAATTTCTTGCAACCCAGAACTTTTTAAAATCTTTTCTCTGTCTGACACTATGCATTGCTAACTCCATGCAATTTATGTACATGATAAATGAACGCCCTAGCAATATCCGGTGTTTAGAAAGGATGAGGAGGGCCCCTCTCAACTGAGCCTAGATTGTTTCTCAGTAATGATCATCATTTCATCATTTATGAAAAATCTTATGTAAAGGGAAGAAGCAAGCATCAATCAAGCAATCCAATATGTTGCCTCTACCTAAAAAAATAACACCGGGCTGGCCCATTTTTTATCATAGTGCAACATCTCATGTGCCATGAAATTAGTCATCTAGACGCAAGATATCTTCCATCTGTCCTAGTTAAACCATTGGGGACATTATGCAAATAAGGTTTCATCAATTGGTCATACCAGACTATTTACCCAAATGAATGGGTTTTTGGAACATCTAACCAAGGGTTTCAAACCAAACAATCATTATCCATAATCGCAAGTTTTAATCCAATTCTCAGTCAGTCTGACCTTTGTCTTCCTTTTCAAGATGGTCCCGCATCAGGGACTCCTATCAGACGAAGTCATGCATCAGCTCCTCACATTATAGTACAGCTCCTCATAGTGCTGCTTTCCTTTTCTCTCCACTTTAGGCATTCCTGGTTTCATAGGGCCTTCCTAAAGCACATATCTCAAAACCACTCAAATCCTATTAGTGAACCAGGTATCCCACTTAGACAGTCTAAGTGACACCAAAAATTCTCTTTAGTATAAGCATATAATTAAGGCCCAAAATCGTTGTTCCTAAGTAACATAACATTCGGAACAAAGGCATTACTTTCTTTAAAGCTTCGCCCTTTTTATCGAAAAACTTGCAATTGGTATTATAGGAAATGTTTCAGGTATCAGGGATCTTGCATTAGGTAACCAACCCATCGGGCTAATGGTACAGCCGTATATTTCATAATTAAGTAAAACCAGGACGAGCTAGACAGCGCTCATGTGTGTTGCCAATTAAGAAAAATAGAAACTTTGGTTATATGAACATCTTTAGGGCCATAACTCCAAAGCCTAATGTCGAAAGAGAAGTTTTTCACAGCTCTATTACTCAGAGTGTTAACGTCCGCTATTCAAACTAGCCTCACTTAAGGGGGTCGAACGAGTTATTCCTAAACCTGGTTCTTTGATGAATTTAGGTTCTACCAGACATCCTATTTTAACTATCTGAATGCTATGTTTCATCAGGTTGTTACGTTTAACCTATAAACCATGTAACATGGCCTTGACGAGGGCAGGCCAATATGTATATCGAAAGAAACTTCACTCATAAAATGCACGTACCTGGCCTTGATGACATCCAACTTGAACAATCAGGCTCACTCATCTCGTTGGTGGGTAACGAAACCCTTGGGATGATAACTCTTTAAAATACTCATATGGCGGAGAAACTAGTTTTGAAGGGAGCTAAACAGATCTAGCTGGTGACCCTATGTGCTCTCTTATACGTGATTTGGAAAAGTTCCAACAACAGTATATAGAATATCCTCTTATTAAAAGTTTCGTTTTGAAGAAGCTTAAGATAAGGAAGGCCAACTGAAGGAAAGTGCAATAACGGAATTAGTTTAATAAGAAGAAGAAGGTAAATGCGGTGTAACTGGAGAACTCCGGCATGCATGTGCATCACTGAAAACACAAAAGAAGGCGGCAAAGGTCGTCTCTGATGAGGCCGCCAGGCGCGGAGCGAAAACACTGAAAATGTGAGCATCGGAGAGCATTGAATAGTAATCCGACCCTATTAAAAGTAATCCGACCCCTAGAACATTCACGGGGCCAGACCGTCCATGTGTATCTTCGCTAGAAAACAGTAAGTCCTTATCGACAGTAGTACTATTAGATAGAAGGTGCAGTCTCTGCCCTCCTTCCTGGTTGGCAAGGATATGTGTGAATTGCCTACACATAACCCGCTAAAGTAGAATAGCCTCGGACTCGGAGGTAGTTATGGCAGGTGACAAGGAAAGAAAAGAGACCCTTAGCCTGAACTCAAAGGAGTAGTATTTCTCCTAGCAATACTGAGGGAGTGGCTTAGAGACCTTTTTGTATTATCTTTCCCCTTCCGTCTAGATTTAAAACCATTGCTAGCTGCATATGATTTAGACAATCGTCAGACCTCTCGAATCCATAAACCAGTTTAAGAAAGCTCGTGCTGTGGTTTGTGTTGTGCGAGCTACATCATTCTATTCTATAGATTATGTGGTCTTCTCTTTTTCTATTCGTTTGTATGGGGTTTTTGAGCGGATCAGCTCTCTCCCTATTCTTCTTCTGGGGAGGTCTACATTTTCTTCCACCTGAGGCGGGACCGGTTTTTTCATTAAAAACTGCGTCCTTCAGGCTCCACCTTATCTTTCGAGCTTGACTACGGGAAAGTCTGGTAAAATAGGTATGTTCGCTCAACTATTCGGCCGGCCGGCAGGTTTTGACATAAATACATAAGAACTTCTTAGTTATACGGTTGCTTATCATTCAGACTTTGTATTCTTGCTTGCTTCTCAAGATCTTATAATTTTGTGATATCACCGGTCATGTGGTTTTAGCACCCGGAGTCCATGATCCAGTCACTCTCATAGTTTATTCGCTCTGGCTTAGTCACCGCCGTCAGAGCAACCTCCTTCTTTTCATCCAGGTACTCCACTGAAGTGGTTGCGGTTGCACATGTAGCTTCGGCATCCCAGTCGTCTTCGCTAGAGGAGCATTCTTGGTTTTTGCTATCTCGAGAGTTTCTTTATGTTGCCACGTTCCCCTGACCCGTACCAGTCATCTCGTGCGTAGTGACCCCCCTTATTGCCACAGTTGTAGCACCCGTCATCTCGATTCTCGTCTCTCTTGGGCTGGCGGTTGTTGCTATTTCTTTGATTGCGAGCTCCCCTTGAAGAGGTAGTCCTCTCCTTCGGACTCCGCTCCTGAGGAACCAAGTTGGAGACTGGAATTTTGAGGGCTTTTTCCCGGGAAAATCAAGGTATGGTCTCATGAAAGGGATTGTTGGAATCCGCGGGAATAGAAAGTCTCAATACTCTACCTCTTACTACATCTCCAGTAGGCATTTATTTAGAGTATAGGGAAGAAAGTTCAGTTATATAGCTGTCTGAGGAAAGCACCAGCTTGACGAGTACGTACGCGCTAGAAAAGAAGTTAATGAAAAGAAGCAGTATGCGGATGAGTAGGGCCAGCTCGCAATGTTCAGCAGAAGTATAGGCCCAGTTGCCCAATACGGAGAGAACGAGGATGGCAAAGAGGGCTTGGAAAGGATGATTAGCTTTTTATTCAACGTGCCGGATTTACCTATTAAGTAAGCTTGGTTAATAATCAAAGGTATGCTCGCCGAAGGATGAAAAGAATGGCTATAAACCCGAGAAAGGAATTGCAAGTAGTCCACAGCCAGTAAATGTGTTAAGTTTCAGTGTTGTGGTGAAGAGTGGAGGTCCTGTCTCAGATAAATAAGCAAATGAAGAGGAAAAAACTTATCCACGAAAATCAGACAATATTCAAGTAGTAACGGTTATCATAAGTAGTCACGTTTGTCATAACAATTGCTTCTTTCAATATGGCTTTTCTTCAACAACTCCTAGCTAGCTCATCTTCTCCCTTTCCATAAGTCTTGCCAACAAGCATTGACCTCACTCAGTTTCATCTCACTACTCATAAGTCAAGTGAGCTTTAATAGGTCATCAAGCAAGCACCGGAATACATAGGTATCAAGAGATAGGACAGGCATTAAAGCAAGAAGCCCTTATCTATTGTATGAACTTGGTAGGTGTGTCAGGGAAAGCCTAGGGAGAAGGTAAAGCGTTGCAAGGGAATTCATAGGAACTACGTAAGTGCCCGGGAAGAGGTATCCTTTAGTTGTTGGCATGTCTGAGCTTGTAAGTGAATGTCATAGTTGGGTTGATTTAGTTCGGTACTCCTTTTTACTTTAGAGTAGAGCCATCTGTCATTCCTCTCATTGGCAGTATGGAGTGAGTTGCGTAAGTAAGTTTCCTATCAGCGGGATTCAATAAGTAGGATGAACCCATATGCAAAAGTAATCAATGGGATTTTATTCTCACCTTGCTGTGTTTACGCCCTGTGAAGCATATAAAAAATATACAGGCAGTAAAAACCGAGTAGAATAAGAGTAATGAAACGTTTTATTGCTACAAGAAAGTGTAACAAGGACAAGTTTCCTTTTGTATAAAAAATTGACAGGTTCATTTAATGCTCTAAGAAACTTTCCCCTTTGAGGTAATTGGAGGGTCGGAAGATATAAATTGATCCTTTATTAAAGAAGTACCCTCTGGTAGGCAAAGAGGCATTCCAAGAACTCACTCCTATGGTAAAGCAAGAAAAAACCTGTTATTAGCAATGTTTGTTTAGTTTTCTCTAGCAATGCTAGTTTAGTTTTCTCTCTGGTCTGCTTACCTAATTTCTTTTAGAGCGCACCTACCTGTTTTTTACTTGTATAGCCATTCCAGCTATGTGTCTATCCCTTAGCTATGTGCCTATCCCTTTTTAACACATCAACCTTTTACTGCTTATCTTTTCTATTTTATTACCCTCAAAAACGACTTAGTTTAGCCCTACTCACCTATTCCTACTTCTACGCGTTACGCCATTTCGTTCAAAGAAGCCTGTCTCGGTTATCTTGACTGACCTCTGCTTCTCCTTTTATACCGCTTTACCTATTCCTCACAAGCCTATCTAAGGCAAGGCTACCGCTCTAACACACATAAATCCTTTCATTCCTATCTTCTTTACTATAAAAAGAACTCAGTGTATTTCAGAGAAAATCTTCTTTATTTATTGTGTAGCTATATTCTACCTACCAACTACTACTTGCCTTGTCTCATGCTTGCTTTAAAGCCTGTCTCGCAACTCATATCAGCCAGATTTTACGAGGGTAAAGAGCCCTAGCTGCTTCGGAAGCACTCCCAACTAAGAGTTTTGCCCCATGCGACTGTATTCCATGTAACATATCAAAAGCGCAGCCTACACTGATTCTTTTCCCTAAGAATAAACTGCTACTCTAGAAGAAGGCGCTTTATTACCAGCTATGAATAGCTCGCTCATCTCTATCAAAGTAAGCAGTAGGTGAAGTAACAGAGAATAAGTAGACGACTACCAAATCGTGTGAGTATTCAGTTAATTAAAAGTTGGAATTTTTATGGCTCAGGACCTATGTACTAAGCAAGTACTCCAGGAAATGAAGATATCTCTCGCCTTTGCCACACCTTACTTGTAACCAAAAACACACGCGTAGAAACTCAATACTAACCAACAGGTTACAATTCAACCCACGTCTTAACTCTTCTTTGGCTGGTGAAAAGTGATAGGAATAATTGAGCAGGAGCTTTTTGAGGTTTCATGAACACCACTCCCTCGACTGTTTACGTACAAGTATCTTGCTTTTCCTTTACTTTGAGGTGATGCAACTGCTCCAAGGCCAAGAGCAGAAAGGTAAAATTCGTATACAAGGTAATAAACTGGGTACAACTGTTTCTATTGGATGTGAATGTCTTTACTCTCAGGTATTTATGATTCGATAAACAAAAAAACCGATTGATTGAAATGTTCCTGCTATTCTTTCTTTTGGTGCTCAACCTACAGAGACATGTTATGAGTACCTGGATTTAGATAACCACCAACTAGTTCACTAACTTTAGGAACACTAGGATTTGGTAATCCATTCTTCTGTTCACCCCAGCCAACCGGAACACACACCATTGGAAACTTACTAGCATGTGGCAATGATTCTACATTAAACAAAGGTTCAGCAAATGACTTCGAAATAGGAACATATTGCTCTCCAACCTTCTTTACACCTTCAGCTTCATGTACTAGCAAGTGGATTACATTACGTAGAAGGGCGGCATCGAATCAACTACTTGACTGCTTGGCGAGCGATGCTTGTGAGTAGTTTACAGGTGGCCCGAGGAACGATGTGCTTATCCGACCTATCATCTATTGTCCTACTTCGCTTTGCCTACATACCAGCTTCGTTACCAAAGCCTGTAGAGTACCATTACCGTGGGCTTTTCCGTGATACGCCTTTTCTACTACTCCTACTACTGACTGGATTGTACGATTTCTAGCTGGGTACTTCCGTGCTAAGGCGAGCATTTCTTTTTCTGTATCTTTTCTCTCAAATATCCCCACATATTGACTGGAAATGAGGATAGATTCGCTCACTCCACAACATCTTCGTTGAGCGTAGAATTTTCCAATTGATTTACTTAGGTAGATGGACCTGATTGACTTGTCCACTGCAAATACCAGTGAAAATCAATAGATTTCATCAATATAGAGCGGAGCCCGGGAATATTTAAAAGCACGGTATATATTGCAGAGCCCGGTAATAGAACAGAGCACGGCCCGGGCGCCTACTTATTCTTGTCTCTGAAGTTTACATACTATTACCAAGGAAGAAAACGGACTGGCCTTTTTCACAGGATCGGTACATGAACTACGGAAGCATTTTTCAAAACAGACATTTTCTTTTAATAAACAAAAAAGGAATAAGCCCTCCCTGTCTGATTAAAAGATACTATCTACGATTTCACTAGCAAGAAAATTGATTCTTTATTTTCTTTTTTCTTTGCAATACATAAGTATTTTTCTACAACAAGAAGAAGAGGCATCAGTATTATTCATAAAGGCAATACATGAGATATATCTACACACCACACCTTACAATACAATACTTAACAATAACATACTTATGCTCACTACACTCTTGATCAGAAAGTACCAGCTCCTCATAAGTGATACAACAGAACAGAAGTAGAAGCTACCGGATTCACGCCCGCTAAGAAAACCTCTTCTTCTTGCCTGAAAAAGCAAATTAGTAATAAGGATTAGTAGTAGGCAGACTTAAGTGACTTCGTTCATTTACGTTGAAATAGACGAGTCACTACTTTTTGATATTTTAGTTTATATGGTCACCGCGGGTTACAGCTTGTACAATGAGTTCTTTTTTTTCTTGGAGCAGAGCCCTCTTCCTGTGGGCGAAAGCGCTGATTTCGCCCTCAAGAACAAGTATAAAATCCTTTCGTATTCTAGGATTGCGGGCTTTTCGTTCGTAACATTAGTAGTTACTCGCTGGCAGGGAATTCAATAATTTTTGGAGGCTCAGGGTTTGCTCTAATTATAGTTTTGCACGGTCTATATCGAGAATTTCTTGGGAGATGCTTGCAAGTCTTGCAGCAATATCCATGGCTTTCACTCTTTCTTGTCCCGCAAAATAGAGAGTGCACCGAAGCTTCTATTTATAGGCGAGCTTATGCTGTAGCAGAATAATTTATGATTAGAAGTCCTTTTTTTTTAATAGACTGTAACATAGATATTTTTCCCAGAATGAATGGTGGAACTCCCGCACTCCACTAGTGCGAAAATAATGAATCCCTTGAGTCCCCCCGGGGTATCGCGACACGCGGCTTAATACCGATCACATCCTTCGGCAATAATAGAGCGAATAATTCTGAGAGGGCCCCACCACGAGCAGCGAAAGCACGCTCAGCCAATCCTCACTCGACAGCACCGCGTCCTTGCTTAGGAAAAAGCCGAACCACTTGCAGATGGATCTTATTTTTTATCTCGCCGATAGAGATAGAGAGAGAAAAGAAAGAGCGTGCTGCTTCGAGAGGCTGAACTAGAATGGAAAAGGACAGTTTTCAAGCCTTACATAAAGAAATTAGCATAGCGGGAATACCAAAGATAACCCAGAAATACAGGAAGAGATAGGAGATATGCGCCCGACCCTACCTAGGGCTACTAGTCAAGTAAAGCTGCCCGCGAGAATAAGCATTTGGTAGCTTGACAAGGCAGAGCACGAACCAAATTCCTCACTAAAAAGATTGAATGAGAATAAAGTCGAGTAGATGCACTGAATAAGTATGGTTCGCTTGGTAGTAGTCTAAGTCGGCGTTCCCCGCCTTGTCTGATGATCGAATGTGAGACTTCATTCCAAAATATGGGCTTTATGGGGCCCTAGCCTATAAATAAGTTGAAAGTCTAGCCTAATTTATATATTTTTAGCATTCTTTCATTTATAGATTTTTAAGAAAAGACAAGGTCCCGGTTGGCCAATTCGTAAAGTAACTCTAAACCCTGTAAATAGTTCAAATTTATACTAGCACGCAGAAGATTGAAACGTACACTAGACAGAAGCGCTCCACAGCCTTACGTGGCAGAACCACGCCTGAAAGGTAGGGGCCTTACTTAAGACTGAGAAATACACTAAAAAAGCTGAAGCGATTGTAACAGCCACTCTGTTAATGCGAAACCGAGTTTTCCATTCCACCATAGAACGAAGAACATGAGCTGACACTGATACGACTGGAACTGAAAAACATTCCGAAAATGTGAGTTCCGATTTCTTTCTATTGTCGTAGACTCTTTTGTTCATTGGTTTGACTTTTTGAAACATATCGAGATCCAACTTACCCAGCAGTCAGCGTAGTAACCCAACAAACGCTTCCACTAGCACTAGTTACTAGGCGAAATCTTCCCTTTCGTTCCATATGTGTTTTTTCCTTTCCACTCGATCAATAGTAAGAAAAGCTTGGCTTGGAAGTGATTGTTATTGAAGAGCATGATAAATCTTATAGGAAAGAGCAATGTTCTCCAGACAAGGCCCATCCATTTGATGACATGTCGTATCCAATACCAACGGTATCCACTCTATGTGTTGATTGTTCAACTCTGAATAAAGCTGCCAAGGTGGCAAGGGCATCCACCATCTGATTAGATGTTTCATAGTAATTTATTCGAATTGCTCTATCAAGCCTGAGATTTCTTGATAATAAAGTACGAGTTTTTCATCTCGTGTTGTTTCCCATTCTCCTTTCAGCTGGTAAATGCCCAAGGCCGAATCGCTTCGTACAACGAGCTTCTTAATATTCCTTTCCAATGCATTAGAAGCCCCATAAAAAAATAACACCCATTGGTAAGTGTCTTCTCAATTTTATATGGCGTTGACATCTGGGAAATCTAGTTTCTATATAAAGAGTATAGTATCGAGGTCGTCGATTGCTTTGGTGTCGTATTTCCGCAATATAATAGAGTACAAGGCTTTGGGTAATGTGATCTCATCTCAAGTCGTAACTACCGCAAGAAACTAAGAGCTTATCATTTCAACTTAACACAATCTTGCTTTTGAGGAGCAGAACCCACCGAAAGAGTTCTTCTCGGAAGGAGGGAAATGACATAAGAGGGGATTCCCACTCTCTTCTCTGGCTAGGATGTGACTTATATGGCAAGCTTTTATTAAGCCTAAGGGTGTGTTAAAGTAATTTCATTAAGGGAATAAGGCCCGTAAGAAGTTTCGATTATAAGACCTAATCCTGCTTTCCGTGCGATATCTCCTTGCTAAAGGCCTATCTCTCATCTTGAAGGCAGGTTGAATGGATCATAGAAGGTGCAAGATGTTCTTCCATTCCTTTACTTATTTCTGTTAGAACAGCGAGGAGTTCTCCTACGCTAATGGGCTCTATTAAAGCTGGAAAGACCTAAGGCATTGAAAGACCTAGTGCTTGCTCTTTTATTTATGACTATGTTCTGCTGCTTGCTCAATTAATAGTGAGAGTGCAAGTCTTATCTTATTTTTTTAAAAGATGGGCATAACATAAGATCATGAAGCTCTCGTTATTGAATATGACGACAGTACGGTGGCTACACTGCAACTTGTCTGTTAATAAATTGAAAGAGAAGTACTAGTAATAATGATCTGACTGACCCCACTCTTTCGGATTCTCTACTGAAAGTGAAATAGGAAGCAACGAAAGAGAGTCACCTCTTCCCTGCCTCGACATTTTCAATCAAAGAGAGAATCTACTTCTGAGTTTCGGGACTGACTTCTTTCAAACGAGAAACAGAAGACCAGATCTTGTTGCAAGCTCTTTATAGGGAATAACTTTTAGCAAGCTTTCGAGAAAGTTGAGATCCAATCCAGAGAGTTCGATCTCTGTAGTTAAGTCAAAGACGGTTGATTTGGTATCTATGAAAACTCTTATAGAAAGCGCTAGGAATGCTTCTCTTCATAAGTCATTCAATGCTTAGCTTCCTTCATTAAATAATGAATAGGATGCTGCATGCAAGTCCAGGTGAACCATCTTCGACTAGCTAAGAAAGTAGAGTCCGTTCTAAAACTCGATATTTCTGAAAATAAGATACAAGTCTGACTCGCCAAGCTTAGTAATTTTTAAATCCCGCATCGCTTCCACTTAGAATTCCTTAATGGGCCAAGGCTGATTCTTTAACACACAGGATCAGGTAGAGGGTTCTTCTTAGCACTTCTTTTCTTGAACAATAGAAAGGTTCGAGTTTTTCTTTGTTTCAGAATTCAATAAGCCAAATGGCAGGAACTGTACACTGGGAACGAACAATGAAAGACCCATTTTGGTGTGGTCCCCATCTATTCCTGCTGCTACACAAATGGTACTTTTATATCTACTTGAATTTCGTAAATAGACTAAAAAGACATGCTTTATTTGGGTATTTCATACGAGTAAGCTCCTTCAAAGACTCGGGCAGGCGCGCAGCTAACTGCCGTAACGCTTTGGTTTGTTTTGCATGCGGTCGTCTGGGGCATCGTTCCAATACTTGTCGTTTTTCCTCTCCCGCCGTTTTGTCTTCTCCTTCTCTAAAACCTCCCTCTGTCGTTCCATCTTATTCACCTACATCTTCCACTCTCACAATGTCCTCACCATCTCTTTTGCGTTTCCCTGACAAGCTTGTTTCTGCTCGCATTGGTGAGCAATTGAGCTTTGTCAGGGTTCAGGTATGTCTTGTGGTTGACCACTACTTGTTACCATGTCCTGATTGGAATAAATTTTGGTTTAGACCCTTTGTTAGTCTGTTCTTTGATTTGGGTTGGTTTCAATACCACATTCTGGTTTTATGGGTTACCTGGAGGCAGTGACACACTAGCCACGAGCTATCAGCCAGTGTGGTGCCATCCCTTTACCACATTTTGAGGTTCAATTTGGTAATTTGGTCATTTTAGTGTCAGAGCTTGGGCATAGAGACACCACTGTTTGGGGTTAACCATATGTTTGATCAAGGACTGTCCAATAGTCACTTGATTACCATTTTGGTCCTGGCTAGGTTTGGTAACCAGACTTGGGTTATTGAATTTGGTATTTCAGTCAAGGTTTGGCTTGACTAACTTTAGTGAGTAATGGCTCTTGAATATTCAAGTTCCATGGTGTGAATATTCTCTCAGCATTACCCCCATTTGCTTTGCTGTGTTGATATGTGTTTAACACATTTTTGTTTTGCTTATGCAGGATGTGTATGCATGCTATCCTACATTACCTCTATATGACAGGTATGCAAACTTTGACTATGTTTATGAACATTGACTATGCAGTTGAGGTTTTATTTTATTTTTTGTTAAAATATGCCCTATGAATGCCATGCACAGGCTCTGGACTGAGAGCCTATGCACATGATTTTGTTTTGAGATATGCATGCATGAGACTAACTCTTGACTGAGAGTTTGTACACATGATTTTGTTTTGAAAGATATGCATGTATGAGACTAGCTCTTGACTGAGAGCAAACCAGCTACATGATGACAGACCATGAACTTTAGCATGCTTGTTTTATTCATTTTTAGTCCCTGGGGATTTTTATCCAAGTTATACTATGCATGATTTTGACATTACATATTTGTATCCCCTATATGATGCTGTTGAACTCATGACATGACTTATACTTATATTTCAATACCCTTATTTTGATTTTAAGATCCAGGGACACTACTTATGCAGTTGGATCCCTAAGAACACATTTTGGCTACCTGACTTATGCATACACTGATTTTGACAGTATGTAAACATGAAGCTATATGAGATGCCATGAGATGTTTAACTTAATGACTTGTATGACAAACTAAGTGCCTATATGCTTGGAAGGATGTAAACCATGCTTTATTTTTGAAAATAAAAATGTATGCAACTACCTATCATGATGCAGTTTTCTTTTTTTGTTGTTTTGTCACTTTTAAAGGGGGTATACAAGCCAGAGCACTGTGTCTCATGACTTGCAACCTTATTGAGAGATGGCACACAGATCTGGCACTTCGGCCAAAACCCATGTGCCTTATTCACACCATAGAACTTGCTCATGAAAGAGCCATTACTCAGCCAAATACCGGGCTGGTGAATTATTTCTCAGACCAAATACCGGGTCTGGAAGCCAAATACCAGGCTTTTATTTAACCAGAAAGAAAAGAAAAGAAGAAAAGAGAAGAAAAACAGTTGATTTTAAGTTTTTTTGGCCCCCTTTATTTATCAAAATAAAGGTTTACATGCTAATTACCTTAACTTCACTTCTTTTTATTTACAAAATTTCTGAGAATAACTAGCCTAATAACAGTAAAATTAGAAATTTTGGGGGCCCTTCTTCCTTCGTCTTCAGCTTCTTTTATAGGAAGAAGGGGGTAGGGTTTGCTTGGTCTTCATTGCCATGTGGCATTTCCTCAGAATTTCTGAGTCTTGATTGTCTTCAGTGAAGGGCTGAGATGCTATCTTGCTCCTTGCCGCCTCAATTTGGGTGTTTGTTTCACATGATGTGTTTTACTTGAATTTCACCATCTCATTGGCTGGCCATTGGTCTCTTGACATGTGGCATTGGCATTGGAGATAATGTATTTGCTGATTTGGGGTTTACTTCATTTTACTGATCCTCTTCTATGCTTGTGAAAGGTGGGGTATATGCCACCTGGGCTTTGGAGAGGATAAGCATGGATTTTTTACTCCCTCTCCCTTGGTGAGTTACTTGGGGGAGGGTATTTGCTTGGCGCCAGCTAGCTTCTGTTGCTTGCCAGAGGGGTATTTGTGTCATTTCTGGAGGCTTTGTGCTTCTCCAGTGGGATTTGTGGCTTGGGATGCCTTTTAACGGTTTGAATTTGATTTCATTTTCCCATCTTGTCCTCCATAGGCATGGGATTGGGGGATTTGATGTGGATTTGAGTAGCTGTTTGGCTTGTAGCTACTGATTATGCCTCATCTGATTGGTTGTCATCAGTGTTGGCTGTTGGCTTTGGTTCCTTTGTGGCTGAGATACTTATCTCTTGGCGCCAGGAGGGAAGATACTCCTATGGGGCATTGGGACAGATGTCACATGGTGAGACACTCTCTCCTATGGCTGTTGGCTGTTGTGGCTTCCTTTGTGGCGCTGGGACTGGTGTCATTTGATCAAAGGGCGCCTTTGTGGCTGTTGGCTGTGGTGCCTTGGCTGTGGCTATGTTGCTTCAGCTGTTGGCTGTTGCGCTTTGTACCTTGGCTTGGTATAATTTCATAGAGAATTGAACTCTCTCCAGTGTTTGGGCTATGTGGCTTGTGGATTTCTTGTGTCCATTGGCCTTGTGATTTATGGTGTTTGAGACATCATCTGTCACTATGACAGGTGGGACTCACATCTGGGTTGCTTGGCATTTTGGTTATCCAATGCAATTTGTTGTCTGGTTGATATGAATTGAGTAAAATTTGGTATGAAACTCAACTGGATTTTCAAATGGCTGCTATTTTATATTTGGCAGCCAAGTGTTTTAGATGGCATTTTTCATTTGGCAAATTGCACTCACACTTGGTTTGTCAAGTGATATTGAGTCCCAATTTATTGCCTTTCCCTGGCCTATGATGAATTTAATTTGGTGCCAAGGTACCAAAGTCTGAGGCCTTACATACACAACACCTTCTCTGTTATTGGCATTGAGAGTTTATGAGGTCTTTGACACATTTTATCTTGAGAAGAATGCGCCTTTGACTGGCTTTATTTCCCTTTTCTTGGTATCCTTTGTGTAACCATGCTTTTGGGGATATTCTGAGGGGTAAAATAGGCATTTATGGCCTTGGGCTCCTTATTTACAGCTTTGTGGCTGCTTCTTTGGTTTTTTCTTTTCCTTATATGAAGGATTTGACCATGGAAAAGGGAGTATGTCACTTTCAGGCTTCTTTTGTTGCCTTGTAGTGCTTTCTGTGATGCTATGCAACTCCAATTGTTGTTGTTGTTTGAGATGGCATAGCTGGCTTTAACATCTGTCCCTTTATCCTGATTTGGGTGGCAGGATGTGATGGTTTCTGTTTATACAGATGCTTCTTATTTGTATCTTCTCACATGGCACTTTGACACACGAGGTGATGTCACATCATGGCCGTTGGTTTGAATTCCTCCTTTGATCATATGGCTCTAATCCAAAGAGGAATGGTACCTTCTCTGTTGCCTCATCAAGGCGTGAGTGTTTTGGGACCATGCTAGAGTCATCTTTTAAGAGAATAGGCTGAAGAAGGGATGATTTCTTTCCCTCCATTGCTCCCATTTTCCTTGTCTTTTCCCACTGTTTTCACTGGAGACGTCCAGTAGTGAGCAATTGTGATTGTAGCTGCATCAGAACTTCCATGTTTCATCTGAGCATGCTCTCTGATCGAGGTTAAGCACATTTATGGTGTTTAGTTCATGTGTATAGCCTCCCTTCTCCATTCGGAATGCTTCCGCCATTGTTGCTCGTGTCAGTCGCGACTGAGCCGCTCCCATAAGCATCTGGCAGCACAATTGGCTTTTCAGGTATGTAGTTCATCCCTCCTAGAAGCTACATTACCACTTAATTGCATGATTTTGCCCTTGTCATGACTCAATTTTGCCATTTTCATTTCAGGCAGTGAGCCATTTCACTTCCCAATTGGGGTCATTTCTCCTCCGACTCCCCTCGAGTTTGGTGTCGCTGAGATCGTCGAAGCATCGCCTTTCCATTGGTACGCCTCTGCTTTCAATTCATTTCTATTTCCTTTCTTGCGCTTAATTGTAGGAATACCTAAATACCCTGGGAAAACCGACTTTTTCTCTCCTTACTGGACTGACCTCCTTCTTATCAAATCGCTAGTCACCCACCTTCCTCTCTTTTTTCGTAGATAGTCTATGAATGAAAACTTCATATAGAATGTTTTGAATGTTGTTTTCCAATTCAATTTCAAGTTCAAAGCATTCTATACGGACGGATCGGAGCAAGAAGCAAGTCCTACCCCCATACTCATGATAAGTGCATCCACCAAACGAAAGTAGGGAAGAAGGCGCGGAGCGTTGGCAGTGCTGCTTATGAAATAAAGTCTAGTCGTTTTGCATCCCATAGAAGACTGCTGGGTCTTTAAAGACTGGGTTGAGCGAAAGGGAAAAGCAAGAATCTTTGTTGGAAGGGTTATATACGAAACGTTGGAATATTCTTTTTTTGGTGTTGTATCAAGTTTTCTTTGTGCTGCCGTTCTAAGAAAGTGAAAGCATTTTTATGTGTAATAGTGTTCTGGTAGTAGTGTGAAGCTTATCCTCCGTTCCAGTCCACGAGAAAAGCGCATTCTTCTGAAAAACGTTCTAGAGTTTTGATTCCCGACTCGATGATTGACTGAACAAAAGCAATAGGCTTCGGTATTTTACTAGTCTGCATTTCTATGTGTTGTTAAAGATCCCGCTGTTCTGCGAAGTCTAACTCATCCAAAGTGGATGGAGCCTCTGTCCGTGTGCGTCCCTCAAAAGGTTAGGTTTTTAGCACATCCCTTGCGTCTGTGAGTGAAGTGTTTGTCCTGCGCGAATTTCCCAGATAGATGCTTCCATAGCTGGGTCCGTTTTCTTGCCCCTGCCGGACCGAAACCTGCCGACAGATGACATCAGATGAGCCCCATCCGCCGAGAGGAGAATGGGCTTGGGGGCATGCTCTACAGTCTCGGATTTGATCTGCCACTATTACGTGAATCAAAGGACGAAAGAAGGTTTGAAGAGCTTAGTACATACTTTTGCTAAGGAAAGACCCGGTCCTCAAACTCTTCAAAAGAACAATGCATGATCCTTAATTTGTTGAGAGTCTCTAGTTTCCCTACCATTAATTACTAAATTATTTATTAAATTTATCTTTTTTCTATTTGCAGCTAACCTATGGAAATACTGGGTGTTAGCATCTCCCAGCTTGAACCACTTTCATTTAGCTCTCTGCTTCCAATGTAATTCCTCATTAGCATACAAATCATACAGCTCCTTTTTGGAGTTGAGATAGTCTTCTACTTCTATATCATCTAAAATCCTATGCTCTACCAAATCTTCATAAGATTTAACTGAAGCTTTAAGCTGCTTTTTCCTATCCTTTATTTCCTTACCCACATTCTTCCTCCAACCCCGTATCTTTCTCCGCAACCTAGAAATTTTCCTATTCCAATTAAAAGCTTTTTGCACCCCTAACTCAGAATGAGGCCACCTGCTTTGCATGTTTGTATGAAAATCATCATGAGTTAACCAAACTCTATCAAAATGAAAAGCTTTATTGTAAATTAACTCCTGTGACCCGGAGTCTAAAATAATTGGGTTATGATCAGAAAAATACTTTGGAAGACTGTAAGTATGAGTCTTATTAGAAGCATCTATCCAATCCTGATTAAATATAAACCTATCCAGGCAAGCAAACTGCCTACTTCTACCACCCCTAGCCCAAGTAGATTTTATGTCCACACACCTGAGATCTAATAAATTAAAATCATCTATCCACTTATTGCACTTTATAATGTTAGGGAAGTAAAAAGAAACCCCCTTCTTCTCAGTTCTCTTCCTAACTATATTAAAGTCCCCTCCAATTATCCATGGCCTATCTATACTATTGCCTAACCTACTTAGAGAATCCCAGAAATCTGGTTTCTTACTTGATTCTACAGGCCCATAGACAGTGGTGAGATTCATCTTCAAATTAGTTTTTTTATAAATCAGGTTTACTGAAATATAAAACTCCTGTATATCCCAAGCCTCAATTGAATAAATAATATCTTTAATTCCCATAAGTATGCCTCCTGAGGCACCTTTAGAGGGAAGAAAATTCCAACTAAAATCTGCACTGATTGATTCCGGGAATCTCTTAGAGAATTTTTCCCTTTTACTTTCCTGAATACATACACAATATAAATGTTAATCTCTAATAGTCTCAAAAAGAGTTGATCTCTTTGTGGGACCTCCTAATCCTCTGCTGTTCCAGGAAACTCTCCTCATAAAGCAACTACTAGATTTTCCTGATCCTCTGCAATAGCAGAAGACACTCTTTGACTACCCTGAATAGTAGCCAAAGCCCCTTGAAGAAAATGCACTAGATTCTTATTAGAAGGAGTCCTAATTCAATTAACCAAATCCAATCTTTTCTCTACTGTATTCCCTAAAGAAATACCAAAGTCCTCAAATAAATTAACTAATTGTAAATCTGAGAAGTTAGAGATATGAGTTATACCAGGAGGCACATCCACTGAGTCTGCTGTGTCAATCCTCCCTTGAGCCCCATCATCAGCATTAGCCTCCTCCACTCTGGCCTCTTCCTGGGATTGTGTTTGACTGGCCTCATGTCCAAGTGCTTTAATTTCCTTCTTGAAAAGTGCCCTTGCAAAACCAGCAACAGGAATTGGTGGAGGTGAGGGAGTTGTTTTCCTCAATGGAGCACCTACTCCTTCTCTTCTTATCTTCAATTGAGCTTCTAATGCCAGATTTTTAGCCCTTAGCAGCTCTAGTTGAGCTTGCAACTCCTGCTGAGAGCCCTCTTCTTTCTCAAACTCCCTGTCATGCATCATAGAAGCCCTATCTACTGCTTTATCAGAGTTCACTTCCCCTTCTTCAACTTCACCAGAGTCAGAAATAAAAATTTCCTGCCAGCGAGTAACTACTAACGTTACGAGCAGAAAACCAGTGAAAATCACATTCTTGAGACTTCCTTTTTCCAGCAATTTAGTCAGAATTGCTGTAATTTGTTCTATGTGGCATGAATACTGGTTCCCTACTTGCATTTCCACCTCACTCAGCCTATCCTGCTCCTTCCCTTTTGCTATACCTCCTTTCCCATTGCCTTGACTTCCAACACTTTTGCCATTTCCCAGTTTTGTTTTTTTATCTCTGGGATCTGATGCTGTGTTGTTAATCACCCTGTTCTTCTCTTTACTGGTCTGACCAGGTCCTGTTGGAGCCACTTTCTGAGCTTGCTGTTGCCTTTGTGCTAGTCTACTTTCTTTAACAGCTTTCCTCATAAGAAATTCCTCCTCCTCTGAGTGATCTACTCCTTTCCCTTTTCCAGAACCAGTCTCTTTTCCTCCCTTGCCAGAAGCAACTACCCTCCTATCTCCTATCAGTACTCCATTATTCTCAATACCTCAAACTTTTTTTCTTTTTAGACTTCCTTCCTATTACTTTAGCTGCTACCTTAGGGAGTTAAGCTGGTTCTTTCACCCAGCGAGTAACTACTAACGTTACGAGCAGAAAACCAGTGTAGTGGTTTTAGTAGGTTTGCGATATTCTATCCATTAACCATGGTTGTTCATGGAGGATATCCTGCTTCTGTTAACCCACTCGGTTGGATCAGATATACGATTTGCCCAGCCCCATCCGTTCTGTAACCTTTGGTACTCTGAGCTTATCTATCTCCAATATTTATTGCAAATATCCATCCAGGTAATCCCACGTCCAAGAGGAAATGACTACACACACCAGTGAAGATGGTAAAAGAAAAAAAAGATGGTTGAAAAAAACATGAAAAAAAAGGAGAACAACACTTGATATGATATTTGTGCTTTGAGATCGAGAAATTATGTAAACTCCCCGTCTGAAACATATCGTTATCATTCTTTGTTTTTCTTCAGTTTTGCCGAAATTCTTGATTGCTAAATGCGCTAGTTAGGAAGCCAACTTTAGAAGGAATCACCCAACGTTCCATAATTCTGATCACTAACGTTCGGTAACCGGACTGAAAAGATGGGACTTACTGCTTCGAATCTCTAGTCTACGCTAGGCCACTCACTTATAGTTGAAGTCCGAGGCAAAAGCCCGATGCCAAAGACAGATGGAATCTAAAAAAGGGGATACTCGTAGGACGGGGGGGGGATAAACGATTTCCCTAGTCAAGCCCTAGGACAGTAACCTAAAAGTCGTAATAGTAATGAGCTTAACACAAGTAAGTTATTTGGGTTTCAAAAAAACACTAGTTATGAGCTTAAAACTACCTGACTCATGGTGAAGGACATGAGGAATATAGTACGAAGCTTACTCACTGATCTGTATTGCACCACGCCCACTAACATAGGTATTAAAGGGCATGCTACAGACTCAAGTTCCAGTCTCGCTTACCGACAAGTACTACCAACAATCCCTAAGTAGGCGGCCTGCCTTCGTTGCCTACACAATGTCCGTCTGCCTTGTTTCCTTCCTTCCTACACATGGGTGTATTTCTTTATTTAAGTATTTATTTAATTATTTCTTGAATGAAGTAACGATTGAACTATCTTGCTTGCAGGGTTGGTTGCTGGCTTGCCTGCTTCTTGTGAAGTTTGCTTTATTGTATTTTCGTGGGGTGAAAGTATGATCTCTTTTTCTTGTTTTCATTCTTTCTGTCTGTTTTCCCTTATCTTCTTTAATTCTTTCATTCCTTTCCTGTTATGTTATCTAATTAGTTTGTTTGTTTGTTGCTTACTTTATTTATTAATTAATTTATTTGTGATTTGTTGCTTGTTGCAGATGATAGTAGCAGGTTTTCTTGCTTGCTTTCTCTAACTATAGCTGTTATGGGTATGATGGTGGGAAATCACTTACCTTCCAGCCCGCGGGACCCAACCGAAAGAGGAAAGTAAAGGTTCCCGGATTGATTCCTTCCGAAGGAGCAGTTTACTTTCCGCTTCATCAGGTTAAGAAGATTATCGGTTATTTGGTAAATTTTCCTTAGAAGTTGCTTAAGAAAATCCCCTTATGCTTGTAGCATTTCATTCAATAGATTATGTATACTATCCATACGGTAGGGACTCGACGTTACCGTAATTAGTAAAGGTCTTTTTCTTACGACCTTCTCGGTCGGCATAAGGAAGAAATGTCTTACTTACTTAAATCCAAGGCATTTAGGAATACTCGCTTACCTTTCCTGTCTTTAAGCGAATTTTCCCTTTAGGGCGGTCTACTCGAGCCTTGGGACAGCTGCAGCCATTAAAAAACACCCGCCCGAAGCGGACCCCTTCTACGTGGTCGCAGGGTTGCGCCGCTCTGCACTGTCAGGTACTGACACTATATCCTCAGCCCACTCAAGGAGCAGCTCTATATGCGGGCTCTTCTGAAGGCGCCACCCAAGTCTCAAAGGAGACTTCGGAGTAAGGAATGATTTGTCCCAGGAAGGCGGATTTTATTCGTTCCGCAGCACGAACAAGGTGTACAGAAGATCGATGTGCCATCTTTCAAGTGAGTTTGTTGTATGATCAGTAGGGCAGGGAGCTTTGCTTCCTCCTGAGAAGACAACAAGAGACCAGTGCTTTTGAGTCGAAGAAGTAAAGGCATTCCACATGAAGGCCTTGACTTCGAAGACGGAAAAAGGGATTATAAAATAAGACAGAAGCAAGAAATAGAGCTAGGAAATAGGGCCTAGCGAGAAATCGAGCTTTAAGCCCTATGTATGAAACCGGCATCGGTTAAGAACTCCATCACAAAGGGTTAAGAAAGGCTGCTTAAGTCTTCATCTCCGGACAAACCTTCTGCAAACAGTGCAAAATCATCACCGCGAGTAGCAACATTAGCGGTACCCGACTGTTTGTCCTTTGTTTGGATCTACACCTCCTGTAATTAGCCTTGATCTTCCGCTGTCTGCAACTTGAAGCAATCTTGCTTGATGTGTCCCTTCTTCTTGCAACAATTAAAGACTCAATTGATGTGTTGGGACTTAGATTTTGGCCCTATTACGTAAGGGCTATCACTCTGACCCCTTTCTGTGGATCTACCTCGTGTGTCCAAGCCTTCACCACTTTCTTCACGTTGTGAGGAATCCATCCATCCTGTCTTTAAAATTCAATAAAATAGAAAAAAACACAAAGAAAATTGACAAAGAAAGCGGAACACCAAATTAGTTCGTATTGCCGTTAGGAACGACTAGTCTGATTCATTTTCTTTAAAAAATAAACCAAAAATAAACTCTATATGATTTTATGTGGGCTCATACCATCCTTTCCTTTCGGTAGGCTAGACTTTGGCAATCCCCCCAATCGATAGGTAGGTGCCCCAGTATTAAAAAACCCTTGTTGAGCGTTGCTCAATTGGTCAAGTATAATGCGAAAAAAGTGGAAAGAACCTCTTCTTGTGGGTTGGTTCAGGATCGAGTGACACAGGAGGTGCTTCTGCGTGGCACTCTTTTTAATGGGCTTTCTTTACCGTCTTTCTTTACCTTCTTCACACAAAGCTTTGCTTGGAAAAATAGCTCCTGCCAAATATAGGAGTCAAAATGTTGAGAGCAAAGAAACGGAAGCGAACGGATGCCAAATAAAAAATTGAAATATTTTACGGTCTGGACGTAACTGGTATCTAATCTGTTTTGCTCCCCCATACCATTCCCCAGCTCTACCCTGAAAGTAAATGCTCCGCCCGCGCCAACTGCCGTTCTATACGTCCGAACTACCGTACTTTATATGGGGAGTTTCTCTTATGGTGAGACTTTCTCTCCTATGGCTAAGATCACATCGGTTGCTCTCCCTGTTCCGCCCCACAACGAGGAAGTAGGAACCTGCTCCCCGACTCTGAATGAAGTAAGGGCCGAAGCAGCCTTGATTGCGCCTTGACTCTAGTATGAACTTAGCCATAGCTTCTAGGTCATGTCGCCCCTAATCTCCTTGTGAGTTGATCTGTTCTACCGTATCCCATGGACCCATTTCTCTCGATCAAGTCGATTCCATCTTGGATCGGTATAGATGCCACACTTAACACATGGGATTCTTCCCTCTCTCCGCTTTAATTTCAATTTTGTAGGAGAGGACTTTCTTTGTCCCCTTTTGATAATACTAAAAAAAAAAAGTATTTCCGATTTTCCCGTGCCGTTATACGGCGCCGTAGCCCTACGTAACGTCAGGTACGATTTGGCGTCTTTGCCCGGACGGACCTATCGTTCGTGTAGAAAAAGACTGACCCATTCGGGATGTTATATGAGTGGAGTTGAAAACCAGAACTCATTCGATGACCTACGGTCAAGGGAACGTAGGGAATTTTTTATACGCTCACGAGAAATCAAAGAAATAAATACATATATAGAGAAAGAAGCATTTACTGGCGCGCAAGGGATCCTTTTTTTGGAATGGAGCAATTCCTAATAGTAAAAGATAGAGTTGGGGATAGAAAGCGTTGTTTGGTAAGTGATAGCGCGGTCAGACTAGCAAACCTACTCTTGGATCATATGGAACGAGTTTGAGCCTTTAGATCAAATTCCTTAAGCTTCTATATGGGGGGAAGGTTTCCTCCTGGAAGAGGATGTAGCCAAGAAAGGGAGTGAGCTCCTCATAGCAAGCTATGATATATGCCAAACGTTCTCCAGGTTAATGAATAAGTTGAATTTAATTTCTCGTAAAAAAGAAAATTCGTAGGCTGAGTTTTTCACCCACCTATCCATTGAAGCGTTCCCAATTATGGGCAATTCTCGTATATAGAGTAATTTTAGCATTCCTATACAAAGTCAAAGACGAAGCGCCAAAGACTAGCCTTTTTCTATACCCATAGAATTAGGTAGGAGTGAGTGATTCAAGGCCTTTCCATTGGCCTGCGCGTGATTAGGTTCGAGAGAGTAGGAGAGTTCGGGTTGATATAAACCTTTCCTTCTCTATTGGGTGGGCATTCCCGTTCCTTGACTCATTTGTCTTCAGTAACGCTTAACAGTGGAACTTCTAATCTGAAGCTGAAAAGGAAAGATGGTGATGCTTCAAACCGTGATCCTGGTAATTGTACCTTTCTTGCTTTCACTTTCTTTTCTAGTGGTCAAAAAGGTCTTACTCAAAAAAGACAGGCCCGAAAAAACTAGGATATTTGCTCAGCGAATGCGTAGTGACTCGCTTATCATTTTTTCTTTCATTGCGAGATTCCTATATTTCCAGTCTTTGAATAGAAATTGCCTCAGTCAGTGTGTTTTTTAGCGTTTCCAACTCAAAAGTGTAGCTCAATTCCTAGCTCATAGATTTACTTTTGCGTGTATTTACTACTTAATTGCCAATTGTCATATTCTACTGGCTATATATGCGATGCAGTGAAATAAATTCCTACACTTATAGCTTGCATTTCATCTACATTTGCTCATGAGTGTGAGAGAGAATAAGATATGGTTTCTTTTTCTTAGAATTTCCTGCGTTCATTACTTTATTTTGCATTTCCGGTTGAGCATCTATTTGCCTTTGTTTGTAGTGCGTGTTGTTTCCACTTTCTTTGTAGTGCGTGCTTTTTGTACTGTTGATAAAGTATTTGGACGAGCTACTGGCCTATTGATACGCCACTATTAGTTTTGATACGGCGCTCGCTCTGGCGTTGAAGCTCTTTCGCGCTCTGTCGTTTTTCTACATATTAGTACGTGCCACGGGCTCACTCCATAGTGCTACAGGTTTTCTGCCCCTAACGCTTGGGCCTACCTAATACGAGAGTTACTGAGTAGCCGCCCTGTGTTGAGACCCTGTCGTCCTTTTTATTCCACCAGTAGTATCAACCGCACAACCATAATTGCTCTCATACGGGAACTACTTAGCTGCCTAGTGGTCTACGCCTGGCCTAAGTGAGCGAGCGCACCTCGCTACTTAGTGGAAACAGTCTTTGGGCGGAGCGGACTTACTTATTTTTGCGAACTTATTTAGTAGTTTTTCGCAAGTAGTCAAGACGGGAGTTCCTCACTCAATATTCCACTCGCTACAGGTTAAGCATGAACGTAGATAAGAGAGGAGTCTGGCAAAGGAACGCTTGGGTAGTAGGGAGCGCTCGGTACGTCCTAAATCGGTTCAATTCCGGTTCGTTTCTACCAGCCAGCCTCAACACATCCATCAGCTCCTGCTGCGATCCGGTGCGAAACCTTGCTCTACCCCTATTGCTGCTGGTGAACAGCTTTCGCTGACCATTGGGTTACTACCTCTGACCCTCTGTGTGTGAGTCAGGAGACTGTTACCTACGACGGCCCCCGCCCTCCTTTGAGATGGTTGACTTCCAAGTCTAATCTGGATGATGAAACAGCTTTGGCGGGTTTTTTGGCGTGGTGGCTTTGTTACTTCGTCTTTCCCGCTGATCCTATCGATGAGATTCGTCCCGATGTGTTTATCATGGCGGGCCTCATGGCCCGAGGGGAAGTGATAGGGATAGCGGGTCCAGCCTTGGCAAACTTTTTCCATTCATTGCGCTCAGTGGCCACCTCTCCCTTTCCTTCTCGTATACCTTCAGTCATACCATTTCATTTCCTCTTTGGGTGGATCCGTGCGTATTGCCCCTCTTCGTTCACCTCCCCGCTCCTTCCCGAGCGTATAAGGAAAGAATTGCCTAGGCTCATCGACTTAGCTCAGACGGGGAGACCCGGTCGTCAGGATATGGCCAAGTTGCATGGTTTTTTTACCCGTAGTCGGGCGGTAGTGGCAGCTTTTCGTGTTTTCTCTCAGGGATTTCCGAAGACAGAAACATATTGGGTTTTAGAGGATTCTCCGATTGACTCCACTGGTATGTATCCTCTATTATACCATCCTTCTGTGGCCGTACTTTTCATCAGTCTTAGGGAGGCATTTATTCCATATCGTCGGGGTAGACGTCTCATCGCCGAGCCCTATTATCCCTCCATGGCTGCCCACCAGTTTGGTTTCGACCAGTTTATTCCTCGACTCACCCTTCCAGAGCTTAAGGAGACAGATTCTGATTTGGCTTTGCATGCTCTTCTTTGGAAGACTTTTCTCCAACTGGGCACTGGTACGATCTTCTGGCTGCCTTGTGTCACTCGGGTTGGTCTCATTACTACCCAGTTTCATCGGTGGTTTCTTGACATGCTGGATACCTACCATTCCTACCACCCAGAGACCATAAGAAAGCTCGTATACACTCCTTGCGAGAAAGAACGTTCGACTGGGCACCTCCGTCGTGGTAGAGGCACTCTGTCTAGCTTCCGTGGGTTGAATGGTCTTGAGCCTATCTATCCTCACACCGTTGAACAACTCAAGGATATTTTGAGCAGCCCCGCTTTTGGCACTCTTTCAGGTATACTTCACTCGCTTTCTTTCTGCCTTCCCTTGTTTATTTTGTATAGCTGACTCATAAGCCCATAATCTCTTTTTCTTACTAGATGATGCTTTGAAGTCTTATGGATCCGCCCTTACTGAGGAGCCTCCAAGTGACCCAACCCTCTCTCGTATCGTGGTTCGCTCTTTCGCGGGTACATTTCCTTCTCTTGTTTCTTTCCCCTTATATTCTCTGTTGGCCTTGTTGTACTCACTTGCACTTTTTTTTTCATTTACTAGGGCCTTCTGGAGCTACCGTTTCCTCTTCAACAGGTCCCTCGTCTTCTAGGCCTCCTATTCCCACGTCTTCCTCCGCGAGGCCGTCCCCCATTAGATCTTTTTCTATGAGATCTTCGCCTGCGAGGTCGTCACCTGTGAGGCCATCTCCCATTAGGCCTTCTCCTGTGAGGCCATCTCCTGTTAGGCCTTCACCTGTGACTCCTCCAGCGCCTACTCCCTCTCGAGACGTTCCTGCCACCCCGGGTATCGGCCTCATCTCTCCTCTCGTGGCCTCTCTCTTTGGGGTGACACCGTCCGCCGTGCCGTATTGTTTTGATTATCCTTCGGGGCCTCCATCTCAGGGCCAGGTCCCTGCTACCCCTGTGGGTCACCTTATCTCCCCATCGCACGCGCCTCATCTTCAAAAGGGACACCTACTCCTGTAGCCTTGGTTGAGCCTTTGTCGCATGTGGATTGGTTACATGTCCTGTTCATTCTGCTTTAGCGCGCTATGGTGAGTCCACTACTGAGTGAGCATCCCAATTTTGATACTCCGAGAACCCATATGTGATTCTTTGCTCAGAAAAGGCTGGAATTTTATTTGATAAAGCTACAACTCAGGAGGCTCCACCGCCAAGGGTGATTTCATGCATTCCTCTTAGTTCAGGCAAGCGTGCCTGGGGTAGTCAATGAAGTAAGGTTCTATTTTCTATCCTTTAGCGCTCTTTGAATCCGATCAGGGAATAAGAGATGAAAAACATAACTCTATACCGTGCGTACCCCCGGGATACTTCACTCAACTAAAAGCTGGTTAAGAAGGAAGGCACGGATAGAAAGAGAAAGTAAAAAATACCAACGCTTTGCACTCCATTCCTGCCGAGTGAACCGTACCGACGAGCCTACCAAGCCGAGATTGACTTTTTTCTGATTATTTCATTAGACTTCATTCAAGTCCCTGCACTAGCGCAGAAAGCTGAGGCAGCGTGGGGTCGGACCACATATCCCTATTGTGAAGAGGGTTTTCTGTGCCGTGCGTGCTGTTCTGTTTTACTGTCAGGCTCGTTCTTTTCTCTGGTTGGTCCATTTGGCCTTTCGTGTTCTACTCTTGATTTGGCTAGAAATCGTTTGGGCTGCGGACCACGGTAGAGATCAAATGCAAACTTGTTTTATTGCGCATCTTCCTTATTTTTCTTCTTATAAATACAAGACCACTTCTTCTCCATTTTGGCGGTCGTGTCACCAACAATTCTTTTTCTTTCTTCCTAGACCCACCTTTCGATCAGCCTAAACAAACATTATTACTCATGCCAGACCGAGCGCTTAGAAGCAGAGCTCAAGTTTATGTAGCGAGAGCTAAAGCTATAGTGAGGCAGAAAGCGCTTTTTCCTCTTATCCCACGAAAGAGGACTTCCGCATTTTCTCACATACAACAATTTGAGGTAAGATCTTCCTTCCAATCTCAGTCGTACTACTACTTATAGTATAGATAGAGGACGGCTTTCCTTCGGGCAATCGTCCGTCTTTCTCTTCGGAGATCAAGTTCAAGGCGCGCAGCGTCAGTGAATGGCTGGGAATGGAAATGACTGAATCAGTTTACTCTACTAGCTTCGTTGTGGATGAAGCAGACTTTTCTACGTTTGGCATCTCAATAGCACCTATTGTGGCTACGGTAAAAAGAGACAGAAAAGAAGGAGGGCGTTAGCTCTGTCAAAATGTTCTGTTGCCCTGAATGAATTTAAGCATTTTTTTTTTTAGGGTTTCATTTTTAGCTTATTCATCGCTTCACATACCGTTTTGCAACTCTTCAAGGAGGAAAATAAAACATCAAAATACTGATACTCGCGGCAGGTTAGCAGCCGGTAGCGAGTATAAGCCATTGAAGCGGCGCTTGGGCAGGTGAGGTACCCTCCTTTCAGATCAGAAATATCCGGGGTGTTTTCCCCTTTTTAGAACTTATACGGCTTTGAAATCTCCCAGGGTAAAGGCTTGCATAGCATAGGTAGGTTCATCTTGATGGGCAGTAGCTGTAGATCAAAGCAACACAGAATGTATAAATTTTGGAAGGAAGAATATGCACCTTTTTTGGTCTTTCTAGCAGCTCCCCGCGGCTGTTTCCATTCATCGGTTAATATTATAATTCCACGAGAAAAAAGAAACTCAACCATTCCAATAGCAATGGTGTGATATATGGTTATTTTAGTCTTCCTTGGTCGGCCCCATGCTTTTTCCTTTCGAGGCGCATCAGCCGCTTCCATAACAGAAAGCCACACACCTATATCGCTTTAAGCATTGTCCGGAGTATTGGAAGCTCCCCGTCTTTGCTCTAAGACGACCTGGCGCTGGAACTTTATATGCTTTGCGAGATGATCAACATAAGTGGCAACCCTTACTAAAGTTGAATAACTTCCCTCATAGAACACTTCGGAAAAGACATGAATACGGATTCCCTCTAGGTCATATGAGCCCAACCCGTTGAGCAGAGCAATGACACTCGGGTCAAGACTAGCTTGAGCTAGAAGAATTTCCTTCGCAGACGGGCTATCCGGATTCAAAATTGGCGAAAGCAAATTAGGGATGGTTTTATGAACTCTGCGTAAAATACCATTGTCATTTCTTCAACGGCTTGTTGCAAGATTTGCAGTTTATTTGTTTCCCTCATATCCCTCCTATTTTTTTTTTCCCATCCTCGTTTTAAGAGAAATTTTTTTATACCGATACTGATTCCCCGAATTGCTTGCGCTAACTCCCAACATATCAACGCCCATTTTCATTAACTTTCGTTCTTAGTCAATAAGAACCTGAGTATTTGTGTTGTGATTTTCTCTGTTTTGTATGAAAGTGAGTGCGGTTCTTATGAAGTGTGTTTTTTGCTTAGTAAGTAGATAGTGGTGTCTGTCTATTTTCTTCTAGTTAGTTATATGAAGCTCCATAGAAGTTCTTCAAGGGAAGAAAGGGCTTGATAGGCCTGCATACATAGAACTAGGTGCTGGGCTATTAACTTTGAAAGAGGTCTCAATGGTCTACACAACGAATACATAGGGCCCTTGCTTGTGTGGATCACACTTCTTCGAGGAAAGCGCCTAATGCCGACGAATGCAATCGGATAGTGCCAGCAGACAGACCTATCGAATGAGTTTATACCCTTGCTTGGCCATAGAGGATCCAGCCGCTATGATAGGAGACAGGTTCCTTGCTTATTCACTAGGTCGTGGACGAGAAATTCCAATAATTTTTCTATTTCTTTGTGTGCATTCTTGGAAAGATCTAGCTGTCAGACCACAACTGAGTAGTAAGCATAATGCAAACTTCGAGGTAGCTATGAGTGAATGATGCTTTGTCCTAGTTTGCCAAGAAGACAAGACTGCATTTCTGCCTACATCAATTGCACGGCTATTTGGGACTGATGGACCAACTAGAAATTAGTGAACTATGACGAAGGAGATTGACTATTGTTTTTGAGAGTTTGTTAACTTCGGTCAATCCATTTCTTTCTTCTTCGACAAGCCTGGGAACACATATTGCAACATTGGCCTTGACAAGGCAAGGCAGGAAGTGGCTAAAGCTAGAGTACTTGATAGAATCGGACGTCACAAAGTGCTTTGACACAATCATATCTTACTTCTTGACTCTTTGCCATTGCCATATTACCATTCTGGAACTTCTTGAATTCGCTTCGCGCCTTCCCTTACAAAAAGGTATACTCTGTCGCAACCGCTCCCACTGCTTAAAGAGGAGAACTCCCTCTCGCCGGTGCTCACGTCTACCATCTCGATTGTTGAAAGACAAGATAGGAAGAGGGGTACCTGCTCTTATATTATGCGCCTGATGCTTATAGGTCAAGAAGGAGTCGCTTAGGAGGACTGAGGATAGGCTTTGGCTTAGTTAGTACACTGAAGACTGATTCTTTAAGCTTCCATTCATTCAGAAAAGGAGGTCCGTCTTGATCATATTCAATCTTCCTTATCAAGCATCTCTAGCGCTATTATTGCCAGAAAATTTTACTCTCAAAGCCTACGCGAAGGAGGTCTTGATTTGGCTTACACGTCTCGACTAAGGCATGCAGACCGAGTGCACAAAAAGTGGAGTACAACAACAGCGGAACTTCTCTAGTGCCTCAAGCTAGATATATCAAAGTGCTTCTGATCAAGAAGGTATTTGCGGAATGTCAGTAGTTGAAAGAAAAGGCTTTGATTTCCATTGAGTTCAAGGGCTGGCTATTATTATGCTACCAATGCAGTAGTTCAATGCTTTCCTTCTTGCTCTTGCTAATAGACTAGGCAATCGGTCAGCTTCTTTTCATTTCAAGTACTACTCAAAGGGAATCTTCTTATTGACTGACACAATAATGCATCAATATCTAGAAAAAAAGAAGAGGAGAAGTAAAAAAACTTATTAGATACCAGAGTCAATGCAATGCTATCGAATAAGTTATATCTTATCTACTATTGGATTTGAACCAATGACTCCTGCCGTATGAAAGCAATACTCTAACCACTGAGTTAAGTAGGTAATTTAAAACCAAAAAGACAAATGGTTCACTAATTATCTCTAGAAGATGTCAGCCCATCTATTACGAGTAAACAGATCATAGATTTGTGTCACTTGATCTATCTTTCAATCAAATTCTTTCCCGGCTGACTGGCCCTTCTTTTTATGAGAATTGAGTGTTGGCGGCTATAGGGTCTTTTCATTCAAGTAGAGCACCTCCTACGTAATGCTTTGAACATCAGCTTATTCTGTTCTGAGAAAGAAAAAGACTTGATTTTCTGGTCAGCAATCTATCCAGCATAATGGGACTCACAATCGTACTCATGATAGGGTTTTAAGATGTATCCTGTGTCATATTCCACTTGAGGATATAGACTCGCTCCGCGCCTAGCCTAGAAGAAAGAGTACTTGATTGTTGAATATGGCTTGTGTCATTGACCTTCTTTTTGAAGAATTGTGGATGATTGCACAAGATGCTAGATATAGTGAATGAAATCTCAATCTGAAAGCAGCATAGAAAATTTGATCTTTGAATGCAAGACTCTTGTCTCATTTCAAAGTAGATCAAACATCTCTTGTGAATACACAACAACCATTAGTAAACTTATTAAATTTTTGATCGAAAGCATAGAAACTTCTTTGAGCTTCGTGCATTACTTCAAGCTGTCAAAGCGATCAGGGGTTAGTTAGTGCCTTAGAGTAGAGGTAGGTAGTAAGTTTTTCAAGGAGAAGAAAGCTTGTGAAAGTCTCAAAAAGAGGCACTTCAAAGATGCTATCACTATGTAGGTATGGAGCGGGCAGGAGTGATGATCAAGGGTGCCGCGGAAGAGCTGTAGCATGATGAACCTGAGGCGCGCAGCGGTGAAATACCTTATGTATGTCGGACCTATACCACATAATGGAAGTCGGCTCACCCAAAGAGTGTGTAAAAAAACAAAAAGGATTCTATTTATTAAATGTCATTATTCCATCATCAAATACTACTAGATCTCTCAACTCAATTGAGAAAGGCCAAGATTCTCTTTCTAGAGAAAGCAGTTCAAAAGTAAGTAGCAGGATGGAATCTCACAAGAAAGTGGAAGTGTGTTGAATCTATAATCGGGCGTCAGTCTTTTAATTCTGGTGCTTTCATTCTATCCCCTCCCTCTGGCTGAGACGACCATCTTGCCAACTTGAGAGCAGAGCTTAAGGAAGAGATTAATTAGAAAAGGAACATCTATCACACCAACTAGGCCCTAAGCCTTCATTTTGATTTGGCAAGACTTGCATATGAGATTCAAAGTACTTACATTTGCAAGAGCAAGCAGAATCAGGAAGGATTTGGGATGACCAATAAATAATGTGCTTGAGCTTCTTTAAGAAAGTAGAAAGACTCTGTTGAGAGTCAAAGCATAGGTCTCATTTCACTTACTCTAGTTCATTAAATAACTGAACCGTGCATGGGCTTGTTTTGTAGCACTAGTTGCAGTAGTAGACTCTTCATATCATAGTTCTCTCCATTCTCAGGGGAATAGCTGTGGAGTGGGTTCTGTACCAGATAAGAGAAAGCTTTCACTCTTCTCAAGGTAGCGCGATCTCCTTTGTCAGTCTCGGTCTTCTATTCTATGAAGCTACCTCTTCTTATCTCTTTCCTACTGCTGGTGTGGTCTTACTGTTCTTGGTATAGATTGAGGCCGCTAAGGTGACAGAGATGTTTAGAGAATATATAGGCAGTGAAGAAGAAAGGGAGAGCTGGCTTACTCATAGGAGGGCTGTTCTAGATGCGATTTAGAGACCGCTAAGGTGAAAGAGCCCGACCACGATGAATGAAGGAGGAGGAGATCCGGTAATCCGACTCTGATCTTTCCTGGAAACTCAAATCTCCCCCCCGCTGCGCACCTTGCTCCCGGGTGAAGTGCTTATACTTGGCTTGGACACTCTATCACTTGGGCTGGGGATCGCTTCACATCACACCCATTATTTATTCATTTTATTCTTCGAACTGCAGTTTGCATAGAAAAGCATGGTCTCTGTTCAGCTGCTCAATTCTCTTTCGAAGAAGAATGAACAACGATAGTAGAGTTTGTTCTCTTATCTACTTTGGTGAGATTTGACCTACTGTAACTGAGCTATTTATTTACCCTACTTTCCTCCTTAGCGGCCTGTTGTACTAATCCGTCAGCTTCAACAACAGATAGATTCGGCAGGTGACCTCCTTGACCTACCTACTGTCACTAATCAATGGAAGGCAATACGTCGATTCTTTATCCTGCGGCCTCATAAACTCATGCCTATGATGCTTTGCTTAGACTTTACTTGTAACAAGCTTTGCTGGTCCCTTGAACTTCAGAACATTTCCCTTATCTTTTACCGAAATAGACTTTAGGTGCTTTGAACCTTTGACTAATTTCTCTTCAAGCTTAAAAATTCCTAATTAAGTCTTGGAAATAAAAGAATGGCAGAGAACCAGTTAACTATCCATCCGGGATCTCTTCTTGTCGAATTTATCCGCTTAGGATTAGCGGGACGGGAAGTAGCACTTTATACGGGTGATTAGCATACCCGATCAGGTCCGGGGTTGGGATACCTGGTTACAGTGCTACGAACCATAAGTTGCTCGATAGGAAGGGCTTCTTTATAAATCAGAAAAGAAAGATTCCATTTCATACATAATAGAGGCGCGCAGCGGGTAGCCTAGTTTGGATTCAAGGTATGCCACAAACAAGGCTCTCTGAGTTCAACCTTTGCGGCCTTGCTTATCTCTCTTTTCAGAAAGATTGGGTGAATGCCAAGCTTCTTTCAAGCAAGAACAATGGCATTCCCAAGCAACAGAGACAGAGGAGAGCTTGCCTGCTTCTATAACATCTACTTGCTTGTTCATTTGCTTGCAACACCCTACACTTGAACTGGCAGGGCGAAGAAAGGACACTCTCTCGCCTACTGCTGCTGTGCACTCGCATCTGTTTTCTTGCAACGAGTAACTACTAATGTATAGAGTGAAAGAACGCTCGAGCATCTACGAACCTTGGATTGACTATCCCATAACTTAACTCGTAAACGAGAAAGGAAAAGGGGGTATAAACCGAGTAAGTCGGTCGAGCTTGGGTTGCCAATGAGAGGGGACACTCATTCCGCAAGAAATAGGATTGGAGTTTCACCAAAATCAGAATGGGAGGTAAATTTTTTCATGGAAAAAACGGACTCCTTCAACCAGACACATAACCACAGATTAGAGCGAAAAGTCAATGATAAATAGCGACTTGTCGTCTATAGACGATAACCAACTCTGTGGATAGATAGCAGGGATACCAATAATACCTGCGTTTCCAATGAATCCTAACAAGGTCAAAGCAATGATGGAGTGGCCTAGACCCATTTCAGTGAAAGAATTGAGGGGCTTTTCGTGCGACACAACATTCTCTATGAATGGAGTCTAATTTTATAATGGGTGCAACTGAGTTAGGAAAGTTTGGCCTTTTATGGAAGGTGGGCACCTACTTTCTTCTGAGTACAAAGTTGTTACGGATAGGCAGTCCATGGTATAGTTTATAATGGGAGTAATGGAGTGTTGAAGCGTAGTAGAAAGGTTCGGTATTTGGTAGCAGAGGGATGCTCCGGGTTTCCATAGAAAAGAGGCATGTATTCCTCAAAGGATCACTAGGGGTTTGTCTACTACTTAACTATATTATGATAATATGTATATCAACGTTTACTTTCGATTGTCCTCTGCACACTTATAAGATATCTAAATTTTTTCTATTATGTTGTGAAGAGTTTGGGACCTACTTACTGACCTTGACATGCATGCACCTATACTCCGCTATCGAACAATTCACTCGCTTTCTGCACGCACTAAGTAGTGTATGTTACTTGCTTTGATCCTCCACTCTCTAACTAATTCCAAGCCTTTCTTCACTTTAATGACTACTGAAGTCAGCTGCTCTCTCACCATGCTCAGCTGTTCAATAATAGCGCCTCTTTAACAAAGCGAAGTCGGTACTCACTCAACCTCTTCTTTCTACTCCCTCTTGTCCATCTGCCTCTCTTTATGGTTCTCTAGGAGCGTCCCACCACGGATTTCAAGTCAACCCAAGAAGCTATATTCAAGGTTAAACTCCCTCTATGAGGTGTAGCGTTGGTATTTGGGCAATTAAGTGTGCTGCGTTCCGTCCAGTGGAAGAAGAAGCCTGCCTTTTATTTCTTACAAGTTTGATGAGTTTTTGCTTGCTTGCCAAACAAGTGCTTTGTGTTTTTCAGTCAAGAAGGACCTAGCCTATAAAGAAATCCCATCCCATTACTAGTGCTCACTCCTTTGCCCTACGCTCGTGCCCTATCTATGTCTTACTTCCATTTCAGTAAGCTGGAATGATGGATGAGCAAGGAAAGCGAGATGAGAAGGTTACTATCCATATGGAGCACTCTATCCAGAAAGAGAATAACGGTTATCTATCCCTCGTGAAGCGAAACACCTTTATAAAGAAAGGCCGGTTTTCAGCTGGGTATCCACCTGTGAGGTTGCCATTGCCATCTCCTCCCGTGGAAGCTGTTGATTCTGTGAGGCATCCATCCTATCCTGGAAGAAGTCGATTTGTAAGGAAGGCATGAGCCGTACAAGGGTAGGGTCTATCTAAAGCTGCAACCGTAAGGACAGGTATCATGAGCAGGTGAGAACTAAAGGAAAGCTGCTAAAGTTGGTTTGTAGAGAAGGTCGGGGAAGAATTAAGTGTTGTAGAGAAAGCGCCCGCCGGTATAGTAAGTAAAGGGAATTGTAGGTATCACTGATCAAGCCACTTTTTCATGTATGTATCTTCGGTTGGTCTCGAATGTCTTACAGTAGAAAAATAAAGTAGGTACACATCGAGCGGTCCTCAGTCAGCAGGTAGTGGCCCTCCCTAATAAGATGAAGATGGAACTCCTTGCCATCTGAGATCATAGAATAGTGAAAAGAAAGAATGAAGTGAGATTCAGCTAGCATGAAAGACAGAGTTGGAAAGCGAGGTAGTTTTGGATAAACTCGAGCTTAAATTGACAAGATGCAGGGTGAGCAAGCATATGCTATGCCGCCGGAAGCTTGGAATTATATTAACAAATAATATTCACTGGACCTGCGGGACACCACAGTTTAAGCCAACATACTATTAAGAGACTAGAGAAAGATTCAGAGAATCCATACCGAGTACACATACCCAGACTGCAAAGACAGAGCAAGAGCTTCTCGCACCAACTAGATAGGCAGGCGGAAACCCACTTACTTAGCAAAGGAATCAAACAGAGTTTAGTAATTGACCGGGAGCAGGATGCCAACCGAGATGGAGCTGGCTTTTAACTCGCCTAGATCATTGGTCGTGTGTGTTGCTTCTCGAAAGCGGGCTTTCCCGTTCTACGCGCTTTGGGTGCGTGCGTGCCGCTGGTACTTTCATTGATATGCGGTTCCTCTCTGAAGCTCAGCAGTGATATGCTGAAAGCAGCTGACGAGCCACTTACATTGGTGCGGCTTCAATGGATGGAGAATAAATTAAAATCTCAAGTGATGAAAAAAGGAATACTCGATGGTGTTTGATGCTGTAGGGCTGGACTCAAGAAACATATCGAAAAAATAGACTTTAATTCCAACCAATTTCATATGCGTACCAGTGAATCTGCCGCTGCCTACAGAGAGATATCAGCGGGGTGGGGTGCTTTCCGTGTTTCCGGTGCGTGCGCAGAGGTTATGTAAACAAAGAAGATGTACATCCCGAGAAGAAGTACTTCTGGCACATGTATGTATCAGTCTAATGTAGCTTTATGCTTCCGCCTTTTCCATCTTTATAGAATGAATTGGTACATAGCTTCGTTTTTGGCAGAATAGATAGAAGGAGAAATGTGAAAGGACCAGACTCTGAAGGGACTTTTTCTTTCTTCTAGTACTTGAAATCGATATAAGCTGTGGGGCTGTGGGTCTTCCGCTGGGAACCCATATTTGAGGCCGCTAAGGAAGCACTCACTTAGGTAGGAGTGAACACTTGGGCAAATACTACTACTTTGGATACGCTTTCTCCTGGCATCTGCTCTAGTGTTGACACAGAATAAGAAGATGGATAGAAGAAAGGGCATATATATAATATATAAAGGGCGCAGCTCTTTCTGCTCAACAGAGAGGCGCGAAGCGAGAAGGCTTGAAAAGTTGGCCCATCCATTTGAAAACCCGGCTGCAATTTGCAGTTATTCAGCTTTAAACGCTATAGCTGGAAGCAATCCTACAAGAGAATCTTCTTTATTTTACTCGGGCGTGCAACCACAGATCCACCCGAGCGAGATAGATATGTGCTTGTGAACAGCTGCTTTGGCTCGCTCGATTGGGCACTTCCCTGGAAAGATTCTTATTGCTGCTTTGTTTTTTCAATCATCTTTTCTCTGAGAAGCAGGCCCTAAAAAGTACCGAGTTAAGGCGCGAAGCGTTAGTATATATGTGAAAAGCTTTTTCAATTATTCCTTCAGGTCCAATTGCCTCGTATGTATTTGTTGCTGGCTCAGCTGCCAGACTGTCATTCAGCTGGGGTGAGGCGCGCAGCGGAATCAGTGTGTTTCAAACAAGGCCTACCACACTTAAAGAAGCTGCTGAGGCTCGAAGAGTTTATGAAGAGATGGTAATAGAAGTGAAACGAAAGCACAAACTGAAGAGCAATGGAGCTTTTAGTGCAAATGTCAAAGGGCCAGCCCAAAGTCCAAAGGCACAAAACCAAAAACGGAATTCACCCAGTAAGTACTACTAACACTAAAAATGTAAAAGAAAAGAACGCTTCGCGCCTCACTTCGTGCCTCACTTCGTGCCTGGTCTTTGGTGGGTGTAATGCAAAGGCTCTTAATGCTCTAGAAGGAGAAGAGGAGTTGTGTTGGCCAACAGAAGAATAGCTTGAGGCTGGTGATGAGGCCGCTAAGGTCGAAGGCCGCTAAGGCGCGAAGCGTACTAGTTTTGGCTTGTTTACTGGTTGAACTGCGATACCAAATGTCTTTCTCCATAGGCCCCGAAATAGAAAGAGTTGACTTCGGTGCCGGAGAGCCGATTTTCTAAAAGGGTGTACGTGGAAGGAAGGAGAAAACCGTAAGGAATCAAGAACCAAATTCATCGTAGCAAAGCAAAGCCATAAGGAATGCGTGGTCATCCACATTGGGAGTGACTAAGAAGAATATTCGTCTTTACCTCAGTAACCTGAGGAGTCCGAAGATAAAGGCTTCCCTCAACAGCTTCTGATGATTAACTTGCAAAACCCATTCTTGCAAAGAGCCTTTTTTCCAATCTGGACAAAATCGTTAGCAAATCATCCCTATTTGAGGAAAGTGAGACAATAGCTTCATTGTTAGGATGGGACGGATAGAGTGCCCTTCTCCTTTCCGATATAGATAGCCCTTTAAAGTCACCACCTTATACCCCAATTTCCTTGCGTGTTTTAACTCCTCAGTGAAGAATGTACCGAAGAACTTACCTGTTGGATGAATAAAAGAGTCATCCTTCTCATCACGATAAGTAAGAAATGGTTTATTCATAGTCTCAGGACATACAACATAAGCGTAGACAAACCCAAAGAGTTCATCGAGATTACGCCTTTTCAAATTAAACTCCCACCAAGGCTTACCTCTCGGCATAGCAAATGTCTTCATTGCGTATGGATATAGCGAGTTCACGTCGTAATAGTACCCATTCTGAAGCGATGCTCGAGTAACCTTGTACGAACCGCCTGTAGTAACCAGCCAAACCAAGAAAACTCCAAATCTCAGTCACTGTCGTAGGCCGGCGCCATTCTGAGATGGCCCGAACCTTTTCTGGATCAGTCGAGACTCCTTCACCGGATATCTCATGGCCCAGAAATACTACTCTATCCAGCCATAACTCGCATTTTGAGAGTTTTGCATCTAGTTGATGTTCTCGTAACTTCTGGAGTACTAATCTCAAATGTTCGGCATGTTCCTCTCGAGATCGAGAATAGATTAGAATGTCATCAATGAAGACCACTACAAATTTATCCAGCCATTCCTTCAAGACTTGATTCATCATATTCATGAAGGCAGCAGGAGCATTCGTCAGACCAAACGGCATAACCAAGAACTCATAGTGCCCATAACGAGTACGAAAAGCCGTTTTCTCCACATCGTCTGGTCTGATCCGCAGCTGATGATATCCCGATCTTAGATCAATCTTAGAGTATACAAATGATCCCTGCAACTGATCAAAAAGATCATCAATACGAGGGGTATCGATTTTTTACCGTTACCTTATTAAACTCTCTATAGTCGATGCAGAGTCGTAAACTCCCATCCTTCTTTTTCACGAACAGGACTGGGGGGTACCCGGACGTACTGGGCTGAATGAAACCCTTGTCAAGAGCCAGAGGGACTTGCTGGTTTGGAAACAATTCCAGAGTCCCGGAAAAAGGAAAAAAAGGTTGGGAAGGTACACTCACTGATGCATTGTCCAGTAGGTATGCTTGAGGACAGGCACTAAGCTGTATGCATGGTGTACACTCATGGTAGGCAAGTCAGACACACACAAGGCCCCAGGTCAGCCACAAGAAAGTTCGTATAAAAGCCCAGACAAGTCAGTAAGGACAAGTCATCCAAAGATTAGATGAAAAGAATGCTTTTACCAGCGAGGATTCCATCAATAAAAAAAGAGGTTATATCGCCTCTCCCCTAGAACGTTTTTGATCCACATCTTCTTGCTTGAGAATATTTATAGTGAATTTCTATTGTTTGCCTTGCAAAGTTCAAAGTGGTTTATTCGTTATCGATGGTTCGACTATTCATTCTACTATAAATAGAAACCTTGCTTCGTAAAGAAAATAGAGCTCTTTTGACATACATGCCTCCCGTGATGCAGCCGCCTAGTAGACTACTAGCTCCTACAACCTTTGCAACAACTACTTCTTTGAAATATGGTGACCTCGTGCATGCCACCTACCTATCTATGCCACCCATATGTCTATTGAAAGTCTTATTCCTTTCCTTTGCTTTGACTGTCAAGATCTCGCTTATAAGAACCGATCGTTCGTGTCAACTCACTTGCCTATTCCGTCACAACGAATTACTAAAAAGGGGCGTAGCGGCCAAACCATATTATCATCATAATTAGTAGAAAGCCTACTCTCTCCTTTCAGATGAAATGGCACCGGTTCCCAATAGCAGCTGTAGGTGAAAAAATATTTAAAACTCAGTGATACACTACTAATGTTACGAACAAAAGAACGCTACGCGCCTTTTGCTTTTGCTTAAAACAGACGACCAATCCCAAAATTATGTGTTTTTGAGGCAAATCCTCAGCCATTTCCGACACGACGTGAGTGAGAGAATTACCACTCATCGTTCTTCTCGTTAGATAGAAAAAAAGTACTCGAGGGGTGAAATTCCACCCTTAGAGTATAAGAATAAAAAAGAATAAAAGCCATGATGTTTCCACTCCATTTTCATTACGAAGATATATTACGTCAGGATCTCTTGCTCAAACTGAATTACGCCAATGTTATGGAAGTTCCTGGATCCTTTGAAATAAGATTAGTACCAAAAGCAGGAGTCTCTGATTTCAGAGTCCAATTTTGGAAATTGGCTACGGAGGTTTTGTGCGGTCAGATATTCATACGGAAAAGCAGGGGCCCAGATTTCAAAGCAGGAAAGTCCTTTCGATCCAATCCATTCTTGGGGTCCAAAAAAGACACTGGATATGTAAGTAACTTTTCACGACAAAGCGTTGTCCGAGGGCATGGAATGTTCAATTTTTTGGTAAGAATCTTTACAGTAATGTCTATTTTAGATTATCCGGTCGAAATAAGGGAAAATTCCATTCAATTTGCTATGGAAACGGAGTTTTTAGAATTCTCCCCAGAACTGGAAGATCATTTCGAGATATTCGAGCATATTCGAGGGTTCAATGTGACTATTTGCACTTCGGCCAACACAAAAGATGAGACTTTACTACTGTGGAGCGGCTTTTTGAAAAAAGATGAGGTTGATGTCAACTAAGGTTGATGTCAGATAAGCGAAATATACGAGATCACAAACGTAGATTGCTTGCAAATGAATTGAGACGAACTCTTCGAGCCTTTGTCAAGATACCGATCTTCCGTCTGATCTGCGGGAAAAACCTCGTTCGTTGTTGTCCAAGTTTCCAAGCAAGAAAGAGTCCCTTTGCACGAATCAGAAACCGATGTATTTACACGGGTGGGTCGCCCTCGTGGAGTAGATGAATTCTTTCGCATTTCTCATATATCTCGTTTTTCGTGGATTCGCATCTCGAGGTTCTTTGATGGGTATAAAGAAATCGTCTTGGTAGAAAGCACCAAACCAATAGAACAAAGGTGAGCTCCGCAGCTGGTCCACAAGCAAGGGTTGTAGGTCTATTACCGTCCGGCTCCGGACCGAAACGGAGGAGGCATCCCAACTCTCCTTTCGTAGATGCTAACGGGACGGAAATCGAAGTGGGGGACCTCTCCACCTCCCCAGACATAGACTACGTACAGGGTAAGATCACCGCGTAAACAAGAGAAAAAGTGACGAAATTCACCCAGCGAGGAACTTATAATGTGTCCTTTGTTCGGAACATGCCGTAGTTGCTCACTGAGTTCAAAGGCGAGTAACTACTAATGTTCCGAGTTCAAAGGCGAGGGCCACTATCATACATTCATTTTTTTTTTAACTCTTTTTCATGTTCACCCTGGAGTACTGAGGTTGTTCCCACCATTGAAGTCAGAGTCTGGGTGTGGCCCGAAAAAGAAAAAAAAAAAAAGTTCTTTATTTCGTTGGTAGAACCCACGCTAATATCATATGAACTCTCTGGACGAGATAACCTGTTTTCTTTCGCAACAGACGAGTAACTACTAATGGGTTCGGGCGGATACATTAGTAGTTTATAACCGAGTTCAAAGGGTAGTTCCTCACTGAGTTCAAAAACCAATATATTCTCTCCAGCAAGAAAACTACTGCGCCTAACGCGCACCGAGCGAGTAACTACGGCATGTTACGCGCATAAAATTGAGCGCAGGCAGCCGGTGCTTGTTGGTTACTGGGGGAAGAGGAGTACGATATAAAATATAAATTATGGACCTATATCGTAACGCGGCCGAACGTAACCTTGGGGAGAGCAAGGAAATCTTTTTTCTGGAAGAACAGTTGAATGATTTGAAAAGAAAGGGAGTAGAAAGTGGAGCCTATCAGGATGCTCTAAGCATAACCCCGGGCCCCGCCAGCCCGCTGGATCAATTTGAAATTTTCCCATTGCTTCCTATTCAAATAGGAGACTTTTTTGTCTCATTCACAAATTCATCCTTGTTTATGCTGCTTACTCTCGGGTTGGTCCTGCTTCTTATTTTGCTTGTAACGAAAAAGGGAGGGGGAAAGTTAGTGCCAAATGCTTGGCAATCTGTGGTAGAGCTTATTTATGATTTCGTGCTGAACCTGGTAAACGAACAAATAGGTGGTCCTTCCGCAAATGTGAAACAAAAGTTTTTCCCTTGCATCCTGGTCACTTTTACTTTTTTGTTATTTTGTAATCTTCAGGGTATGATACCCTTTAGCTTCACAGTGACAAGTCATTTTCTCATTACTTTGGCTCTCTCCTTTTCTCTTTTTATAGGCATTACTATAGTGGGATTTCAAAGACATGGGCTTCATTTTTTTAGCTTCTTATTACCCGCAGGAGTCCCACTTCCGTTAGCACCCTTTTTAGTACTCCTAGAGCTAATCTCTCATTGTTTTCGTGCATTAAGCTCAGGAATACGTCTATTTGCTAATATGATGGCCGGTCATAGTTTAGTAAAGATTTTAAGTGGGTTTGCTTGGACTATGCTCTTTATGAATAATATTTTTTATTTCATAGGAGATCTTGGTCCTTTATTTATAGTTCTTGCATTAACCGGTCTGGAATTAGGTGTAGCTATATTACAAGCTTATGTTTTTACGATCTTAATCTGTATTTACTTGAATGATGCTATAAATCTCCATTAAAACGTACTATCTTGCTTGCTTGAATTTCATAATTGAATAAAAAAGAAACAGCTAATTCAGCAAACGCCGACATTGAGACGGGAGCACCTTCGGAAGAAAAGCCTGCTTTGAAAACGATAAGGTATTTAGGGAAAGTTCTTTATGGTAGGCAGTAATGAATGAGCTTCTCTTGATAGTATACCAAAACGAAGGCAGCTCGGAATAAAGTGGTAAAAGGCACGACGCTACTAAAGCGTCCGATGGGTACACGGGAGAGAGTAAGAAGGTGGAATCCCATAGGTTCTTGGTATTCCGCGCTGGCTTTTCAAGAGCGAGTAATGCTTTGGCTACAAGGACGATATCAACACACCTCTCCGGGCCATAGACAAAAAGAACTACTACTCGATTTGAAGGGCATTGCATTGAGGGACCGACTAAGTAGCTTTTTCTTCCCCGCCCGCGAGAAATAGATTCTAAAAGTCGTCTTGAAAGCTTCTACTGCCGTGTCGTGTAAGGATGAACAATTCAAGCTAGGGACGAAGCTCGTACTTCTGGCAGGAAGAAAAAGGAGAGATTATTTAGATTTAGTGGTTGAGCTTAAAATGAAGTTTGGCCTGACTGCTTCTACAGCTAGGGATGAGAGCGATGAAAGTGGAAGAGGGTCTCGCCCGGCTAATTCATTAGATAGATTATTGACTGCTTCTCCATTTCCCGAGGCAGGAGAGCTTGGTACTCGAGAATCCTGGATTTAGGATGAACTCTCGGATTCTCCACAGCGAGGATTTCGGTTTCCAATTTCATTTAGTTTTACCTCCTAGAGGAACTGCCAAGTTAGAGGAGCTGGGTGGGGGATTTCTTATTTGTTGTTCGCGGCATTCCAGTTGCTGTTTATAGAGAACCCGTCTAGTAGTTTTGTGCCTCAATCTTTTGAGTTATTGGCACAGAAAAGTGAGGAGTGGAATGTGTTCGTAAACAACTAATACTTGTGTTCGACATTCCAACGAAAGATGAGAAAACTCTTTTTGAATTTGATTTAACACCCGGCGAATCTTTTAGGTCGAATTCCCATATAAAGAGGACTTTGAAACAAAAGGAAAGGCAAGAGTGGGAGAGGCGCGTAGCGAAAGAGATTGTTCATCCGGCTGTAAGCAATCTTGCTTCTTCCTTGGTGTTCTAGCTTTATTTAATCCAGTTTAGGGTTGAATGAAGATTTACCCTTGTCCAGATTAGATTTGGAATTGAAAGTAAGATATGAATAGCAACTTCACTCCTTACGGGAGTAAGGTTATGGCATGCCGAGTACTCGTAGACCACTGTCCCATGCCACACGGGCATTGAAATGGCAACTAGACTAGTTATTAATTTCGTAGAATGGAGGGAGGAAAGAAATAGATATCTTTTCTCATTAAACAATGCATATTTTCTACTAAGATCTTGATTGTGGTTTTGGCTGTGAGTGAATGTTTCCCCCTTCTAAGACTATATACTTAACATAAGCTTAAACCAAGGTCTTGATCTTGCGTTAGTTATCTTGTTGTTCTACGGCTATTCATCTTTAAATACATAAAGGTTACTGTTGCTTGCACGTGCCAACTTAGAAAATGTACATTCCTATAGAGAGGTAGGAAATATTTTACCGTTCAACGTTCGGTTCGATGATTACGAAGGCTTCCTCCCCTAGCTACTGAGGAAATCCCTGAGCAAGCAAGCGGAACCGCCTACTACATCGGAATAGCTGCGTTCTTACGCTTCTGACAACCTATATGGGTACTTTGAGATTCTGCCAACCTCTTTCGTTTCGCTTAACACACACCCGCAGAAAATGAATTCACTGGAGCTATAGAGCAAGCACGTCACTAGCGTATAACTACTACTTTTCTCATTAGGACCACCTTGCCGCCTATCGTAGATCTGACTTGACAAGAAAGCTTGAACTTGGCTCGGGAAAAAAGTAAGTAAAAACGTTTTCGGATGCCGATCATAATGAAAAGCACACGCCCTACCTATTATACACAGACACTCATTAGATCCAACCCCTTCCTCACTTCTGCATTACCAAGCACTAGCAAACGTAGTGAGAAATATCGCTCGTGGAAATTCAGCAAACCGCTTCGGTAGATACGACCACGGAAATCGGGAAAGGCAGGGAAATCTATATTAGAACCTTCCAACGATTCCGCCAAATCCAGAAAAACTTGTTCACAACGAGCTATCTGAATCTCCTTCTTCAGCATAGCTTGCAATTCGGAGCTATCCCTTTATGAAGATAACTTAGCTTCATCTCCTTTTACTTCTCTCATTGTATCGATTGATTTCCGATGATTAGCTTCGGCAAGGAATGCGAGCATTATATAAGCATTAGTAGATAAGCCCTCTCGGTATTCTTTTAGTGTCTGAAACCATACACTATTTATTGAAAATGGCTGCTCCTGCAGCTTATTAATTACACCGCATAATAGAGAATATCTATCCACGTTCACCTAAATAGTCAAACCCCTATGAGCCTTACTTGTAATCATACTGTATTTATTCATATAGGCCGCATGCCCTTCACTTAAGTAACCCATCTGAAAAATCTGCAATATGCCGAGGACTTACGCCTTCAGCCAACTTACTCCGCCCTGGTCTTGGTGGGCATACCATAGGAAGCATTAGTCTGACAGGCAGTTACGTCAGATCAAAGGGAAAATTTGCTACAACGAGAGTACGAGTTCTATAACCATCCTTTGTCCGAACAGGCTTCTTATTTGGATGAGCTTCATTATAGAATTGAATTAGTTTCTTTTCATACAGAAATTCAACCAGACATTTACCAAAAAGTATCTTCTTAATGTTTTCAGCTTTCCATGCAGCCAGTTTAGCCTTGTCTTCTGGAGTTGATGGCTTCTTAGTCCTCTTACGTACGTGGCTGACCCTCCAGAGACTCTGCCACAGTTGGCACTTCATCTTCTGCTTTATTTAGATAATATTCATCTGAGCCAAAATATGTCTCACTTAGCACTTCATCCGAAAGGCTATCGGATTCTGCTGTAAAGGCGCTACAATCTTGCTCACTTACTGCTTCTTCAGCATAGACTAAATCCCATTCCGCTTTGACAGGGATATAATCTTCAACTCTTAACCCTTCATTCGATGAGCTAGAGTCCGCCAACTGGCTATCATCTTCTATACTCGTTGCACCTCCGTCGGGTATAAAAAAGAAGCGCATTTCAAGATGCTGCCACTCCATTTCTCCTTATTCGCTTTTAGACTTAAAGAATTGATGGCGGCTACTGCAGATGTGCCTTCACGCCGTATAAAGCCTACCACCTTCGTTCCCTCTTCTTTCAGTCAAGCTACTTCGTCCCTCGCACTCACGTTTTTTCAGCTTGGCTGCCCTTTAATCCCTTTTCTACTTGCTTTGTAAAGTGAATTGTAGGAATAGACTGAAAGTTGGCTAGAAGAAAAGCGGTTCCAATCGCTTGCTGTCCTCCAACTTGCTGTTTCGGGCCAAGCGAGAAAACGGCTGCAGCAAGAATAGGATGCGCGTGCGTTAGCGCAATGGCTTTCGCGCTAGTCTAAGCTTGTTTGGAGCAGAGTCCAAAAAGAATAGAAAGAACCATGATGATTCATTAGTGAAAAGTGATGTATGGCATTTTTGACGCTGTTTCTTCCTTTTTGCACACAATTGGAAGGATAAGCAACTAGATCGATTCCTATTTATGCTTGCTCAAGCAAAAGAGCTAAATAAAACTTTACTTATTCATATTGCACAACTTCTTAAAGGAACTGTACGGCCACATTCTGTGAAAGATGCGAATGAGCTAACAGTTAACGGAGTTCGTAATATGGAAAAAGTTCTCTAATATTTTCACAATAAGAAACAGTAAAAAAGCGAAATCTTATGTACTCTGTTCATAAATCTATTCAAAAAGGAGAACATATTACACCAACTACTCGAGATGAACTTCAAGCTAAAGCGGCACTTATTAATAAATTGAAATAACACTTCTATGATATGGGTATGCAGGATGAATTTCATAATCGCTCACTCATTTACATTACCTACGGGAATACAGGAAGTGGTTAAATATAATCCCCTATTCTTTTTAGTAAAAAGAAAGAGGAAGCATCACTAACTTCTCTATTTGTCTTTTATGTAAGGTGGCTTTTATCCCGCATAGAAAGAAGATGATACCGCCTTGGCAGAAGGAAGAACTAGTCCAGCTCACACAGAAAGCACAGAAAAATACCCAGGCCTAGATGTTCAAAGCGAACGTAAACAGCAAGTACCGCGACCTCGGAACCGGCATAGGGAAGGCCCAACAAGAAATGTTGACTTATAGTCCAAGCTTGATTCTTTTTTCAGTACAGCATTCTTCCCTTGCTAAGCTCCCACCCGGAACGCACAAGAGCGTGCCTTCTTTAGGAGAATAAGAAATGCTTTGGTACACTGGCAAAGGACCACAAATCAGATCATGCAAAGATGAGCGGGGGCCAGCATCACACAGTCCCTCTTCGATAGCCCGAGCACACCAATATAATGTAAACTTGCTTGTGTACTCAGGGGATGGGAAAAGAGGTTTTGGTTGAGTAAGGGGCATTTCCCTATCTGTCCTATTCCGCGCGGCGCAATCGGAGCACTAAGCCCAATTACTGCTTTACTCCGTGAATTATACCTCATTCTCCTAGTCCTATTCCTTATTTTTCTTTCGGATTCTGTGCCTTACTACGAAACTCTAAGCTATTATTCGATCTCGAATAAATCCGGCCTTTCGGACCCAATCTTCTTCTTTTTTATAATTCCTCCTATATTGAGTCTTCAGTTAGTAAATAGGTCAAATGTGCTATAGCTAATTCGGCGAGGAGGTAAAGAAAGATTTTCCTTTATTCTCTTTTGGGTAGATAAAGATTTGGTATACTAATGGTATCTTTGGTATCCTTATATGCTTCAATATATGCTTCAATGGGCGTGGCCATTTCTATTTACTGGCTAGCCTCAATCAAGGCTACTTGACTTAGTGGAGTCAAAATTCGCGCTTTTTCTTCACTTTCCGCTCAAGTGAGTCGCACTTCCACCTCACCTAATGAATGTGCCCGTACGTAGGTGCGCCGTACACGCCTTTTTCCATTATCCGAGTCCACACTAAGGGGTGCAATCAGCATTGAAATGCTTACTAGAAAAATGGGATTCCTAGACTAAACTCGTCAAATACTAGTGGCTGATAGTACTCTTCAACATCAGCCTGATAAGTCCAAATTATCATCCTTATCTTCACATATTTTTGAGCAGTGAAAATAGCAAGATTCCTTCAGTTTGCTAGACAAAAGCCAGCAGAGAGTTGTCAAGCCAAGTCAATATACATAGGTATATTCTTATTTATAGGTCGATTAATAGTAGTAATGGGTGAACTTCTTTATCTATAGACTAATAAACTGAGTTTTATAGAAAGAGCCAAACACGTTGATATCTCTACAAGACAAGGGAAGAGAGAAATCTTTGCTTGGGGTTGGAGTGCGCTTTTTACTCCTCTGTCCTCCTTCTCTTGGAGCTGGCAGGGATTTCTTAACTCAATGAGAGCTCTAGTAGGGACAAGCGGTCAGGCTTATTAATCTCTATAAAGAGGAACTCTTCTATTAAGTGGTTGGGCCTTCTCTTTGTTATCTGGTGAGTAGACCAAGCAAGCCGCCTTCTTAAGAGCAGTAAGGACAGTGCCATTGTCCCTCTGGGTCCCGCTACATTGAAATAAGAACAAACACATTAAAAAAGAATGAAGAAAAAAGAATGCAGCCATAAGAGATTATAGCAAAGCTCAAAAGTCTGACAAATGAAGTGAACTCCACATGGAGGACTGCCTCCATAGTTATAAAGGAAAGTCCTTGACCTCATACGTACACCCGTAAACCGCGCAGGTTGCATGTCCACGCTTACGGCTTCCGATCGCTAGCTGTCTTCGCCGCTTCGTACGACTCGTAAAGAGAAAGTGGAATAGCCTTACAAGAGAGAAATGAGAAGAAGATGGAACCGTCAGCCGCATCAACACGTGCTTTTACTTTAGCTGATGACTACTTTAATGAATATAGATCGACACAAGGCTGGGTGCAGATCGCTAGAAGCTAGTAGATGGTTCACTTCCCAAGTGAGATGACTGGCCAAAAAACTTGGCATACTTCTCGTAAACTTGAAAGTCAACATCTTGACCAGAATCGGTCGATACTGATCCTCCCTATTCCTTCCTTATTCTTACCGGAATTCGAATACAAAGATACTGGCAGGCACGCTTATTCTAAACCAACAAAAAGCTATTTATACCCAGCCGGAAAGCCCACCCAGTCCCTTCTTTATTGCTAGACGTACTTTAAGAAGTCCTTTTTTGGTGGAATTCCCATGTATCACCTTTACATACTCAGTACGTACCATGGTGTCCAAGTGAAGCTGCTTGTTGAAAATACCATGAAAACACCGGGTGACAGAAAGATATAGTAATACGCCGACAACTCATCTACATATAGCTGCACCAAGAATCAGACCACGCTTGCTTGCTTGCATCTTTGGATACCAACAAGGCTCTCAACAGAATCATGATAGATGGGGCTGGCTAATTTCTCAGATACCATAGGGAGGGTTAGGTCGCTCAGAAAGGCCTGACTTGGGTCGCAAGATTGGTGGGTCGAGACCGGTTCCTCGTAACCGCCCCGGATGGCATGGCTGCTGCCGCATTTAAAGAGTTGAAGAGCTTGCGAAAGAAATACAATAGTTCGCTCTACTTGGCAAATACAGTAAGCAAGAAAAGGTAGGCCGCCTGGTTGGTGCGTGCAGAAAGAAGGGGTGGGTAATCGTTGTCATTCCTTATTAGCTGGATCAATGCCATTCATTATAAAGAAGCATGTAGCTTTGTCTGTCCGTCAGTCATATCTTTATTCTGGCTGGGAGTTCAGTTAGCCTAAAAGGCGGGCCGGGCCCCCCGCTTTTAAGCTTTGGAGCAAGAGTCACTGTCCTCCTAAACTTCCTTCATGAAAGTCTATCAATTCAAAACCTGCTAGGAAGCTTGGACAAAATATATGTCTTGCCTCTCATTATCTATTCGGTAGGAAAGCTCGGTTGGAAGTAAACGCATTATTTTTGGTTTTTTCGATCTACGTAATTTTTTGTTGATTCGGGCGGGCCAAAGTCGTCTATCTCTCTACTCGTTTCATCTATTCAAATCTCGAGCTTCTTAAGAAGAACAATACGTGGCTCGCTCCCCGCGTGTCTGTCTGTCAGATGAGGAATCATCCTATCCTAACTTGGGCAAAGGAGGAAAGCAGAAAAGATGAGGCGAACTAATTTCAAATTCAATTAACCTAAAGCACAAGAAGAAAAGCATCCATCCGGGATTGATTACAAAGAAAATCCAGGCTCAATAAAAGATTTCTACTTTACCACATACTCAGTACCAACTTTCTGTGCCACGTCACCTGATTTACCAGTTAATATTCCTATAACACCCCGCATAACCCGAAATCGGAGTAAGGATTCTTTTATTTCATAGAGAGGGATTGGGTGAAATCATTTATTTGCATATTCGATTTCATGCTAGAATTTGATGAACATATCCGAACTTTTCTCTTTTCTGTCCTTCCAAATGATCCGGTTACAACTAGTCTTGGCGAGGGGGGTTACCTAACCGAAGAAAGCCCTTCTATATAGACGGTCGCTGATGCCCCTTCACCAACAATTCTTTTTCGGGCGAAGCCCGGCCTGTGAGTTTTCTCATATGCAACAAAGCTAATAATGCCTTACTTGCTACGTTCCTTCAACTATGGCTTAGAGCACCCACTCGCCCTCTTCGACAGCTTTAGAGCACAATTAAAACTCATGATAGGCAACTCCACTTCACAATGAAAAAGAGTAATTGAAGAAAGAAATCTCTGAAATTAAATTCTTCTATTCAAATGAGTTAAATGCAAGCGGGAGCCGGACAGCAGGTAAAGTAGTCTTCCGCGCGCGTGTGCTCATGCTTTGACTTCTTCCCGCCCCCGGGCTTGAATGAATACCACTTCCTGGAAACTTTCCAGAGTATCTAAAGTGGTTGGTCAATCTATCATTTGTGGATGAAATGCACGATACGAACTCCAGTCAAATCAGAATGTCAAAGTCTCACTGGCAATTCTAGTGAAAAGGAGGAATCCCCGGAAACCAATCTGGTGTTAAATCTTTCTATGAACTCCGGGAAATCTGGTGATTCACCCACACTTCAATAAGTCTTTGAAGAGAGAAACTCACTAATCGGAGTGTAGATTATAGGTAATTAAATAACTCCACTCGGAAATTTTCAATTCAATCGGAGTTGGACACCCATGGATGATTCTCTCTCTGAGCAAATGTCAGAGTTGGGCGCGGCTATTCTAGTTGAAATTCCCTGACTCCATGAAAACTAGCTAGCTCAGCCTGGGTATCCTCCTCCTTTCACTAGAGTTTTGCATACTATATTCAACATATGTCATATAGCTTATATGTTTCATAAACAATGCGGGCTAAGAAAATCCACCATGTTCTTTGCAATAGTTTCAGTGCTCATGTCAGTAAGGAGTAAGCTACTCATTCAGAGTTCTTCAATTCCTACTATATATTACATTTTTATATTTCACATGCTAACCACTATCTCCTAAATAATTAATGCTACTCTCCATGAAATGAGAAATTACCACAAGAAAGAGGAAAAAGCATTACTATATCTAGGAAAAAAGATAAGCCAAAGCGGAAAGAAGCCTACCATCATAATATTTAGCACTCTTCCATCAGTAGAGGGAGGTTCATCCCCACCTTCGACGAAGGCGCCATTGCTCAAATTAAGGGCATAGGACTACCTTTCTCGAAATGCCCGTTTTACTATCTAGTCTCCATTTCAAACCGAACTGAACTCACTCCTTCACAAAAAAAAGGTCACAGCGAAAGAAACATAAATGAAAGTAACAGTATCTGCGCCGGTGCTTGTTCTGTAGCGAGTGTAATTGTCTGGAATAACAGCAGAAAATAAGGAATAATTAACATCTAGCAATAAAAGATAAAGGAAAGTAACATAAAGTATTCAATTCCGTAGCTGGTGCTTTTTCAGAAGCAGACCTTTTTACTAAAGCTTTAGGCGAGGCCGGCCCTTCCTTGACTAATGTTTCAATATATTACAATAAACAAGTAAAGGTTAAAACCTAATTTAAATATAGATAAATTTACTGTCCACCCACCGAGGAAACGTATGCTGCTGCTGCAAGCGATACACTCAAAAATAAAGCAAGTTGGCTTTCATTTGATCCATTCGCTGTGGCAGGAAAGAAAACGGATGCAGTAAGTAAGCGAGTTACTACATTCGGAAGAGGCATGTTCACTTTAGTCTCCTAAAATTAGGTTAGAGGCAAGTAACCTTTATTGTGTAGAGCCAGAAAAGCCAGTCGATTCGTAGCTTTTTCATTGTGCCTGCAAAAAACAGCATTCATCACACACCAAGGTAGGTCATTATGAGTTTGGAAGTGATGCTTTCCTAATGCTCGCTCCTGCCGCTTCCCAGGGATGAAGCGGGCGGTGCATTTTGGGATGATATCTTGGTGGCCAGTCAAAGCCGGGAAGAACACGAGCAACATAAAAGGTATCAGCATGGAAGTTCTTCGTGGAGTTTCCTTTCGCCTTTACGAAAAAAACGCATCAGATCCGTACGCTCCCGTTTTAGCTTTGAGTAATCTCGCCCCATTGCTTACCCGCAAGGCTTAGTGCAGGCGTTCACGGAGCTACTCAACAGCCTACCCGGCATGCAAGTTCAGAGTGGTGAATCACTAAACTCTCGGTAACCCTCAGAGGTATTCGAGGAAAACATGGACCATTGCTCGGCACATAATACAACGGCCACTCAATTTATCTATCTCGTAGAACTTTCCTTTCGAGTCTTGCTCAGACTTCTCCTCCTTGAGACTTTCTAGCCAGACGTTAGCACAAACAAGAGGCAATAGTCCCCAAAACTCACTAAAGGCTTACCCAGTCTGACTTCCATGGCTTTGAACGAATGAGCCCTACTTACTGAACACGGTACTATATGGTGATAGGTATAAAGTCAGAACTGAACAAAGGCCCCCTACTACTATACGCTAATTCCTATAACGCTACTTGTGAGATTCATAGGAAAGAATGCAGACTGACCTTTCCTTGGATGGTTTCACGCACGCCTTGGCTCAAAAGGAATTCCTTCTATACTTGCTAGACTAAAATAAGCCGGGCTATCACTCAAGTTCATATGACTCTCTTGTAAAGAAACCTAGACTTACCTTTGAATTTACTCTTAGTGGATGGGAATTAACTAACTTCACAAAAAGAATCCAATAATACGGTATAGGGTAAATAAAGGATAAACCTACAGTAAAGTGCGCGGGTGAGGAAGAAAAGGTAGTGAGTTAGTAGTTATCCACTAGCAAGTCTTCGTTTGGTCACTGACTGAAAAAGAAACTAGTAAAGAATAAAACATAGTTGCCAGGGATCAGCCTTGATAGATTTGTTATTTTAGTAGACATATTATTTTGGCTTATCTTAGCGCTCTTTCTTTTCTAAACATTAAAATCAAAGCGTACAGTAGTGATATTCTCTCTTTTGGTAAGCTTTTTAGCTAAGGTTAACTCATATTGAAATTGGACGAGGAACCTGGCTCGCTACTGCTTCTTTCCCTTGGGAGATCTCTAGTGTCTATTCAAAATAAAGAGAAATGAAGTAATAAAGGGAAGTGCTAGTTTCAATATTGTACGATTGAAACATTCACTCTTGTTGTATTGGGGTTTGGCCTTAGGTGCTTCGGACTACCGATAACAGTTTGACAGGATAGTTTTGTACCCTTCTGCTTTGCAAGTCTGCAGAGGATAACAGTAATTCAGGAAGTACCAGAGGATCCAACTTGTGAAAGAAAGGAAAAGAAAGGCGTCCGTCTAGGCCTTTTACCTGATACCGACCGCACTGTGCCTCCCCATTGTTTTGTTCCAACTACACTATACTCACCCTTGTTCTAGACGACTCATCACTTTTACTCACACTCACTTATGGTACATAGCCTCAAATGCCTTTCAGCACTCGCAATAATTATAATCAGTCATCACTACTCATTAGAACAGGATTGTGTGTGCCATCCATCCAGACTCCATTAAGAGTAGGGCGGTAACATTATGAATAGTAGGGCGGTAACAATAGCAGGTCTCCCCTCTAATACCTTCTCTTGAATGTGGCGGAATAACTTCCAATCCCAATTCTTACCAATTATGGATCAGACTTAGCTACCTTATTAGTTTTAGCCACAATGGGAGGATGTAAGAGATCACGGAGTATCCGAATGGGCTCGTCCCCGAGTGCAAATGATTGTACCAACTTCAAGTACCACAAGGAACACTTCCACCATTTTACCATCTTAGAAAATAACAAGGCGGGTTGCCAATGCCTGTTCCGCGGCAGTACCTCGACTGTAGCAGGGCATAAAAGACAATATTGGCAAATATGATCGATCCGCTTCTCCATCCAATAAAATAACAGGTAGAAGCGATGTTAGATTGATGAAAACGAAGTATTAGCTCTGTTAGAGCCTATTCGAAACGTAATGAAACTGCGCTTGAAAGCGGTGAAGATCTAGGACGTGCTATAAACTAATAGTCAAGGGAGGGTACAGAACGAACACCCGGATCAATGTCTGGAGTCCAATCAAACCAATCCAAGGAGTCCGCTTCTGGGTTGCCAATCATAACCAATCAATATCCTAATTAAGGTTTATCCTACAATCCCGAATATCTCTTCCCAAATACGTAATTCGAAATCACTGTATCATCTTGGATTCCATGACCCTAGATTGAGCTCGTGCTGGCCAAGTATAGGGCTATGCGTTATAGGTATAAAATAAATATGCCTTTGTGGTTGGTAGGGGATAGGCATTATAAGTAAGTAAGAAGAGTACTGAGCACCTCCATCATAGTGAGGAAAATCCATCCTTGGTAGTGGGAAATTCATTAACCCCCTACCCTTGCCATTACCAGATTACCTTCTACCATCTCTTTATCTCCTATACCACTCATATTATGATTCGTTTCTAGAAGGATCCGGCTCAATTGCTAAACCCCTTACTGATCAGCTTAAGAAGAATGCATTTGGATGGAATGAGGAGGCAAGCAAAGCATATTTTAAATACTCTAAACCTCGCTTCCCAACGACCGAGACTCTCCCCCACATATCGGCTGGTATCAGTCGGGCACTACACGGAATCCTATATCTCCACCACGAAAAGGCGGTGCTTACGCCAGCGCCGACGCCTGAGGTTCATACGGATGGGTTCAACGACGAGCAAGATTGAGCGGTTCACAATGCAAAAAACATGGTAAGTTAGATAATCTATTTTACATTAAAATTCGGCAAATACCATGAGGGTACAATGAGGCTATTTACCCACTCACTACAGGATAGGCTGACATTCACACTATAGTGTAATGGGGCAGTAGCATGGAGTAGGACATGGTAGTGACCATTACAACGTATATCCAGCATAAGCTGTACCTATCCTCTTTTACCGACAGTGTCGACCCTTATCGCCCATTCAGTAATCAGATCTAGAGCAGATGGACGATGATGCTCATTTGCCCAATCCGCCTAGCTGGCGGTGCTTCATTCCAAATCACATAGGCACCTTGTTCATAATGATGCGGAGATTAGGAAAATAGAGAGAGAAGCTATTACTATGGACAACTTCTCCGATACATCCGAAGTTTATAGAAAGTATCCACATATGATGAACCTTTTCATTAAGAAAGATATGATCTCGGCTCAAGAATACATTATGGCTAGGAAAAAGAATCGATCTATATACGAGATTCGTGTTGTTAATCGCATTGATCGGTATGGTTTTTATCTAATAGCACTCAAAGTACTGACACTTTTTTTCAGCGAGCAAAAGGTCATGCATTTTTGCTGAGATTTATCATAGGAATTTCCAGTATCTTCCAAAAGATTCCGCAGCAGTAACTCCTTGCAATACTAATTCCCCTACTCTTTCCTATTCCCTTGCCTTACTCTTTCCTATTCCGTCAATTCACTCCTCTCAGTGTCTTCGTACCTTTCTCTTAGAGAGCTACAAGACTCTCTTGACAGTAGTTTTCAACACTCCCTTGCCAATTCAACCATATGTTCTTAATCGCACCACTACTCCGGGTTGCTTTCGTCGAAACTTTATCCAATCTATCTTCCACTAGATCATGCATCTTAAGTAATTCTCCAAGCACTGATTGACCCAACGAGTTTATGAATAAACGAGCCTATCAAAAACGGTTTGCCCATCCGTTTTCTTGCTCATCGAAGCCGGAGCTTCAAGGTTAGAGAGTAGTTAACAATTTATTCCCGGGTAAGCAAGTAAGGCAGCCAAAGGGAAGGGACTTGAGAAAGGTAGTCCACGGTGGTATGGATGGTGGGCTCTTTCGAAGCAGATTGGGGCATTCATTGATGGATTGATCGTCTAACTCGTCTGCGAACATAACGAAACACTATTCCAATTGAGCTTCAGGCGCGGTTAATAAAATTAAGAAAAACTAAAACCGGTTCTTATTGATTTTTATTTTTTAAGTTCTGGTCCTTAGCGGCCTTTGCTCAGCATGGTAGATGGGTTGATGCTTTGTTGGCATTGAGTCAGTTGATCAGAACTAAAGAATGGCCTAATTAGACCACATTTGCAAGTGTATTGACAGCTGGGCCCTGAAACTCTCTTCCATGTTAGAATGGTCCAGGGGTCTACAGAATAATTTCGCAGTAGGCAATGCCCATGTACGCCAAATTTGGCGATTTCAAAGCGAGTAGTTCTCTATTTTCAAATATGGAGACAAAAAGCACAGTTTCTTGGAAAACTAGTATCTCAGCAAAAACCCTGCTCGGCCAGGTTGTCCTACAAATGCACTAAAGCTGTTTGGAGAAATGATGCACAGTGGTAATAAGCTAGACCAGTTCAGTCTCTCATCAGTATTGGCGGCTTGTTCTGACTTAACATCTCTGGAAGAAGGCCAATAAATTCCCGGTTTAAGCCTCTCGGGTTTGAATCTTAAGTTCATGTATTGAATGCCACTATGGATATGTATGGTAAGTGTGGGAAAATTTATTAAATGCCGCATTTAATGCCTGGAAGAGTGAAAGGGCCTCGTATAGCTCTTTTTCTTCCCTCTCCACCTATACGTGACTGATCTTTATACTATTAGTTCGAATAAATATTTAGCTTTACCAGTACTCGCTTCGTTTCAATACAACGATCTAGTTAGTAAAGAATTTTTTTTTATGTGTTAAAGCTGAGCAATTTCACATGCTTTACTTAATCTATAGGTCGGCATCCTTAGGAAATTAACTAGTTTTTTTTTACTGAACTCTTAGCTCATGCTTTTACGGCATGCAAGTAAAAAAATAAGTGAAATATGTAGATTTCTCGCGCGAAACCATTAACTACCTTGCGTCTAGCCGATGAAACTAACCCAGTGAAAGCTTATACTGCCGAGGCCTATTCCGACAATTTTTCAAACGGTTATCAGCTTCTTTCCTATTCAAAAACTACTCAACCCTAAGCGGAGCCAATTTATCTTTATATGCTCTCGATGCTTTTTTTTTTATGATTAAAAGCAGACATGCGCCACCCAGGCGAAGTGACGTCTTCTGAAGCGTCTTATTCTTCTTGTCATGCCATTCCCTCCAGTTGTGGGCGTCACTGGAGATGTTCAGAGTATTCGAAAGGGCGCCAATTCCATTTTGCATTGAAGTCCATCCCTGAAGAAGCCTTTCGTTATCCGACCGTCGTCTTCTTCGAGAAAATCATTCTAAGACTCCTCAACCCGGATTCTCTTCTCGCACCCGGTCCTATTCGTCTGAGAGGGTTGAATCTCGCTGTCCGCTTTTCGGTTTCTCGACTCTCTTCGTAAAGCCGGATTGCGCCTCCTCTTTTATTCGTTTCCTTAGAGGTTAGAGTACATTCCCTTTCTATTCATTATGCCGAGCTGCTCAAGTCCTCGGGTCCTTATCTATCCGTGAGTGACTATTTAGAGACCAAAGAATCCCCTTATGTAGACACTGTCCAAACAGATTAAGAATCTGATAACAAGTGAGTGCACTTGCGAGGTCCGAGTCCTGTGGACCTTGTTTAAAATTATATTTCTTTGAACCCGGCCAACACACCGGAGACACGTAGTCAGGGCTCCGACCCAGAGGAGACTGTGTCCATGGATAAGAAATTTCCTGTTATGACAAAGGTGTCGTCTAAGCGACCTACCAAGAAGGGAAACGAGCAAGCCGCGCTTCTACAACTACTAGCTATTCCGACCACGTTATGCCTCGCCACTCTGTGAATGTCTTGTCAACAACTCGTTGAAATGCCTACTCACTTGTCCTTCTTATACCAGACCTATAAGCGCTTTCCCTCTTTCCTAGGCTAGCTCATTACCAAACTGTATGGGCTGGAATAGGCTAAGGCGGCTTGGAAGAGAAGAAGGGGGGAAACAAAATAGAGCGCCCCTACACGAGCCCTATGGGAAACCTTACTATAGTATAGATAGGCTCAAGCTATTTGAGTTAGATTGCAGGAAAGTCAATCAATGGCTTTGTAGATACAACGCCTACAAAGCTTCCATCAGATAAGGCTATTATTGGCCCACCATAAAGCAAGATGCTTTACAGCTCGTTCCAAAATTTGATAAGTGTAAGAGACACGAACATTTTCTTAATATCTCTGCGACGGAAATAGCCAGTATAACCGGGCCCTGGCCTTTGCCCAGTGGGGGATTGACATAGTGGGACCTTTCCCAAGGGCTACAAGGCGGAGCCAAATTCTAGTAGTCGTCGGGTGGAATCAGAGGCCTTAGCCACCATCAAAGCAGAAGATATAAAAAGAGTTGTCTGGAAGTCAATCATTTGCAGATTTGGAATAGAAAAAGGTTGTATTTAAGAAAACCAAAAAACCCAATTCTGGCCGGTACTTTTGTCGAGTTGGCCAAGGAAGTGGGAGTGGGTAGGCAACTAACTCAATCAATAGGAAATCTCTCTTACCAAAATAATAGCTAGTATTTGCTAACTCAACTCATTATGCCATTGGTTGGTCTTTCTGGTCATCTCAAGAGCGTAGGCTTTTATTTACCTTGCATTAATTTCCAACGTCTCGTACTTCCAGTGATAATAAATGGAATGGTTCGGAAAGTAAGGAAGAGTAGTCTATTGGAGCTTTAGGCTTTATGACGTAAAAAGTAAATTGAAAGCGAGGAAGGGGGTGCCGCGTCTAACTAAGCAACTGCTCTTCTAGTCCCGGATGCAGCAAACTGGCGCACTAGCTGTCTCGGCTGTCAAAACTCTTCTTTCCAACTAGAGCTATCTATCGTTTCAATTGCACCGGAGTTTGCATGTTCACCACTAGCCCTGGATTACTATTCTTCTCTTCGGGACCTGTCAGACCTCTTCATTCTCTTTCTGTCTAGCACTAAGCAACTCTTGCTGGGGCTGTTTGGCTGGCTGTAGATAGCTATTCTGGGCATTCCACTGGATGCAAGGGCAAACTAACCGGGAGCAAGAGAATATGGGGCTGCTGTGATCTATTGTTTCACTGCTTTCTTTCCCGCTCCGCGCCAGTCTCTTTTTATAAAAGACCAAGCGACAGTGACTTCTGACTGACTCTCTTATTCTGAGTTCTTTGACCTTTATGCTTCATTCTACTCATCCTTTGTGGCTGGGAAGAGGAAACCAACCGAAGGGCAATAAACCATGAGAATCACTCAGTTAACTCTTGCTCCTTCACTTTTTCCTTATTAAAAAATTAATAACTATACTGCTTCTTAGGCTTTGCCAACATTCCAAATATTTACAGTGGTTAAAGCTAGAGGCACGAAGTGCGGGGCCATTGCTCGTGGATAACTATTAGGCGGAGCGAATAGATTCTAACTTGAACCTAAGAGAGGCTTGAGGGCCGGCTTTTGGACCATCGCAAACGGTAACTAAGCCTCGGAATGGCTAAACACTTCCGATTTAAAGCCTGAGTACTATACGCTTTACGATTATCAATATGCAGGGATAGGGTGAGTTATTCATTCCTAAGCTCCGAACCGCAAAGGACAGGTCCTAAGCTTTAGAGCAAACTTTGATTCATACCACTTGGACTTGTGTAAGCGTAACCGTAAGATTATCAGATCTCACTTTCTACACGAAATAACATAACTTTACTTGGGAATAAATCCGATTCCTGGCCATAGAAACAAAAGATTGAGACAAGGCGCGTAGCGGTCAAGTACCGGCAAAAGAAGACACGGAATGGACACTAGAACAAGGACGGAAAATGGAGAGCTCGTAAGAAAGCAAAATTCAATCTCTTAGGCCCCCGAAACCCTAGGCAATCGAGCCAAAAGTATAGGTTTGGCCCATAGGGCGATCCTCAAAAATGAACGATTAGGAACGGACCTATTGAGGGAAATGGCATGGTAGGACTTTTGCTCATAGGCGAATCCGACATACAGAAAGGTAGAAGCAAAGACCAAAAAGCGCTAAGTGGGAGAAAGACAACTTTACTAGCTGAAAAGAAAGTTTGAAAGAGTCATAAGAGATGAGATGAGCTCACCGGGAATAGAGAGTTTTCCGGAATAAAGGTAGGGCAAGCCAAAAACTAAACGATCACGAAAGAGCAAATGCTACAGAAGAAGGTAATATGGTTTAGCAAGCAAGCACTTGTTTTATTCAGCAATAACCGGATTGCCTAGTTGAGTTTAAGTGATAGGGCAAAGCATAAGAAGAAAACAAGTATCTGACCCCCACTTCTAGGCCTCTTCGTAGTTAGAAGTATATCATTAGAGGTTCCTATTTCTTTCAAAAGGAACTTAGCGTTCAGCTCTGGTCTACTCGTCTACTATCTATCATCTGTCTGTTGTTGAAACATAAGATAGGAAGGACTAGTTCTTGCTTATAGGTAGGGAGGGGTACACACGGAATATAGGTACCTGGGAGAGGCCCATTTCTTTTTATAGGGCTGCTAAACTTATGGCGGACTGCACAAGTTTCCGGGGAGTAGAGAGAGAGCGAGATGAGCTCATTCGGACCTACTTAGAAAAGATATATCCCTGCTCCGGAAGAGATGTTTTTGGTCACATTCTGGTATTTTAGATAGTTGAAAGTGAGTGGATCTCCGTAGAGGGCTATGGACTATCACTGAAACTTTTGTCAGACATGCCCGGGGAAGTCCTTCCATTCTGGCTTACACTCTCTTCTGGCATGATAAGTCAGTGCTTTGAAGGAATTCCTTCTAAAACTAAGGGAAGCCGACCGTGGAGGCTTCAATAAAGGGATCTCCACTCTTCTGGAAGCACTGCAAGATCTACCAAGAATATGCGTTTCTCTGATGCAACATTGACCAGCAAGAGGAGATTCAATCAAGAAGTGAAAGTCTTCTACAAATTGGAGATGGGGAAGCTGCTGGTGAAGACGAACCTACATGGATTACACACACTGCCGGAGAACTATTAAACGCAAACAATGACCTAATACAATAGTACGTGGTACATATTATTTATGAATTCATATGGGACCCAACCTGAAAGAAAGAGCCATCCTGCGCCCATGAAAAAAAAAAAATAGTTTATACCAAAAATACATGCTCAGCCGCCTTCTTTCTACCGCTACCGGAACCTTCCTTACAGTCGCGTAAGGATCTTGTTGCGAGAGATAGTCTTCCATGTATGAAGTTTGCACTTGCGTGTTTAGATAAAAAGCCACGAAGGGATCTCTTGCTACAGAATCCAAGAAACATATCAATTCACATTGCCTAGAAGAATCCCCTTCGAACTACCTAAGTAAGCGTTAGTCTTCGTTCTCTGGATCACTTATTCACTTTTAGAAGTGTAAGATGGGATGGAGTCTCCTATGTGAGCTGAAGTCCTGCTTTACAGATAAAGCTTCCTATCCTATCTCTCGTATATTAGAAAGGGCGCCAAGGTCGTTGATTGACTTATGGAATTACTTCCTTCCAACGCTACTCGAGACTTCGTTCACTCCATTTTCGGGTTGGTGCTCAGAGAATCTCTTTAGTTGCTCGCGAACAACGAATTATGGGTTGCAAATCGTCTAGCCCATGGCTTCCGTGATCAAACTGGTGGGAAGGAGAACCTGGGTCGTTCCTCCTCAAACCAAATACAAATATTCCTTTCCCCTTGCTAAGGGACTTTGACGTTTTCCCTAGTCTTCCGTTCGGTACTAACAGAGGCCCAAGTCGTCTAAGGTACAGTTGCTTCTTTCTTTGTCTTTAGTTATTTTCCATGCTCTCCTGCTGGTTTGCTTAGTTGCCCATAGAAAAGCACAAATATCCGGCTTTCCCACGAAAGCCGGAGATTCTCTGACTTTGATACTCTTGGGTTGCGGCCAGTGCACCATCGAGATCCTCCACTTTAGTGAGATCTGTCGCTACTCCTTCTTTACTGATGAGATGGCCCAAATACTCAATCTGCCTGACCCCGAAAGTGCACTTACTCCTCTTAGCTAATAGCTGATTCTCCCTCAGTCTTTGAATCAAACGCACCTTTTTTTTTAACCTGCGCATGATTATTTCTTTCACTGGATGGATCTCAACGTTGAGGTGGTCTTCTATCGCAGCTAGGTCTAGAGGGAAGTTGTGAGCATTACCTTTTGTCATTACAACCATACCAAGGTTAGCACGGTTGATGATATCAGCCCAAGTATGTTGAAAAGGACCCTTACTGTCAACTAAAGACTGGTTGAAATTTAAACTGTAAGGGTTGAAGCCATAGTATTACCAAAGCAGTGAAGCAGATACCTAAGCAGCCAAGAAGGCAGAAATGGAAGGAGAATTGTTAAAACTAGCATATTGGAAGAAGTTCGTCAAAAATAAGTATGAGCAGCTACGATTTGACTTTTGTCTGACTCCGGCCTCATTAGCAGATTGTTTGTCAGTGCTTTTTCCGGTTACCAATGCACCATGCATAGCACTGAATAGCACACCACACCGTTCATATGAACTGGATCATAAGGATATGTTGTGCTCCGCCAGGAATCCAAGAAGAAAGTGGAAAAAGACAAAGCGTTGATAGGCCGACATCCTTTCTATATTATTTGAAAGAATAGAAGGCAAGGTAAGAGCTAGTTATCCACTCCAATTTACAAACCCTCCCCACATTAAAGTCTGATTAGATGTGCCAGTTTATACGGAAGACATGCGTATTATTAACCAAAAATTATACTTATTATAGATATCCCTTCTACGACTGCCTTTCTCCTATCTGAAATAGAGCCATTCCTATCGTCAAATACCAATTCAGAGATTGGATGCGCAAAAGAAAGAGATGAATCAATCAGACGAGAGTTTCAAGCTCTTTCCATCCTGTTGAAGCCAAACAAAGCACTTCTAGGAATAGTTTATTAACGTCATAGAAGCATCAGCTTACCTCTACCACTAGTGCCGGATCAACTGATAAGCATAAGACCTATCGACTCGCAAACCAACCATAAGAATGGCTTTTTTCTGCCTAAGCACCACTACTTTCACTTGGACTTTTCCACTAGAGTGAAATATAGTCATATTCAACAGGGATAAGGGACTAGACAACTGTCATCAGAATCAGTCATTCTGAGGTGAGTGAAGTGTCCTACTTCCATCTTAGAGGTAGGGGTAGTGTAGCTGGGCTATGTGAAGGAGCCTTATCAAGTGCTGGGCCAGGGCGTGCAGAGAAAGAAGAGAAAGGGAGTCTTCAAGATGGGGGCCTGTTGATCAGATTAGACGGGCTATTAGGTTCCAACGTATACGAGGATTGAAAGGAGTCTGTTCGTGATTGGTGTGGAGCTTTACTTTCAGCTTTGAATGAGGGCGCAGCATATATATATGTTAGTGAAAAAAGAATAAGTTGATTCTCATCTCCGCTAGCTTGATGAACTTGCCAATCGATGCCTTCTTGTCGTAAGGTATAGAAAGCAGCCTTTATAGCCAAAGTTGAGGCTTGGTATGGGATGCGAAAAGCAAGTCTCTCACCTTGGAGAACGAGAGGCGCGCAGCGAAAGAGGTAGTAAGAAAGCTAGTTCTAGAAAGTAAGTAAAGAATTTGTAGACGAAATAACTTGATATATTATCATATACATAGAAAGCAAAGTGTGTTTATGCTAGAGTATGTGTATATACAGGTGAACCTGCCGCCCAATACCAATGCGCCGGAAGAGCTAGCTTTGCTACTGTGTCGACCAAGTATGACTTGAAGACGATTAATAAATAAGATCTACCTCTTTCTCACAGCTCGTGCCTTACTTAAAGGGAAGGAATGTTTGTGATATATAATTATACTCTCCTTTGTATTATTCCTATGCCTATGGGCTTGTGGGGCAATCTACCTTGATCCGTCTTCGGGAGTACTAGTAAGCTACCTCAACCGCTAGGCCGATTGAAATATAGAAAATATCCCATCTCTAATAGAAAGGGTATATACCTCTGTAAGTCTAATAGAAAGGGTATATACGGTTGGTCCTTTCAAAGTCCCCTTCTTCATAGCTAACCAAGAGTAAGCTTATTCAAGCGGATAAGAGAAAAGGAAAAGAAAGACTCAACCAAGCATGGCACCGCCCCCGTGGAATGCATCCCGCCGGATACCTCGCTCTCACATAACAAAGGAGATAAGAGCAGTAGGTCCGAAGTTATACATTGATTTCGATGCGCCATTTATGATATTTCTGGTTTGTTGTTTCGTTCCTTTCCCTTCCTTACCCAAGCTCCTACTGGTGCTGAGCAGGGTGCTCCTTCCAATCCAAATGAGAATGAACATGAACAGGAAGATGAGGAGGAGGCAGTTGACTATGATGGGGATTGGGGAGAGGAAGTTCATGGAATGCCAGAGGGAGAGAAGGAGACATAAAATGATTCTGAGGTTATTAACTCTGATAAGGCCTTGGTGCCTTATACTGCTCCTAAGATAGATAGTGATCAGCAACCAGTACAAGATAAGGAACCTGCTGTTCAACCATCAGGGGTGGTGAAAACAGTGGAGCTAGACGTGGGGGATGGGGAACCAGTGATCACTGATAAAGCAGAAGGTACTACAAATGCATTGGTGCCTTATGTAGTATCAGGAAAAGCCTCAGCACAGATGCAGATTTACAGCAAAGATGATGTTATTCCACCACCTGTTTCAGAGAAGGAAACAAGACAAAGCTTGAGGCAGAGATTGAAGGGGGGTGATGTACCTGTCCAGCAGAAGGCAATAGAGAGAATTAAAGAAAAGAATCTAGAAAAACCTGCTTCTGGTAAGTGCTCTCCTTTTGAACAATTTCCTTTTCCTGAATTGTAAGCTAGGGAGGTATTAGATTTGTTTGATTGCTACAGCTTTGTCTTAGCTGATAATATAGATGATAGTTTAGATCAAATCAGGTTTTTGAGATCCCTTTCCAAACAGCAGTTTCATTCAGCTGTTGAGGAGATGAGATATAAAGTACAAAATGGGGCTAGATTTCTTAAGAAAGATAGAGATAAAAAAGATAGGCTTGACATGATCATTTGTGGGGTTAGAGCTAGTGGTCCATGATGCATATTCTTTGTTGGAATGTTAGAGGGATTAGGAAGAGTGTAAAAAGAAGATATTTGGCAGATTTAGTTAGAGATAATAAAAGTGAGATATTAGGTTTACAATAAACAAAACAGATGAAAATAGGTAGAAGATGTGTCCTTTCTTTTCTTCCTTCTAATTTGCAATGGGTTGATCTTCCAGCTGTGGGGACAGCTGGAGGGGTTCTAGTGGCCATTAATGCTGAGAAATTTGAGATACTGGGCTCTCTAAGTGCAGATTATACTGTGCCTTTGGTTCTGAAGGATAGGTTTGATAATTTTAGATTTGGTTTTTCTGTGTCTTCTTTACCTACACAATAAAGATTGAAACCCCATTTCTTTCAGAGTTTAGATGAGTTGATAAGTAGATGGGGGGGCCTTGGTTGCTCTGTGGGGACTTGAATGTGATCAGATACAAGTCGGAAAAATCCGGGCCTAACTTTAATGTTAGAGGGGCAAGGTTATTCAATGAATGGATCAATAAACATGATATGATTGATCTGCCTCTTACTAGTCAACATTATACTTGGTCAAATAACAGATGGATGGCACAGTTAGATAGATTCTTATGTTCCATAGATTGGTTGGAACATTATAATCAAAGTGTAGTGTCTGCTTTACCAAGATATAAGTCAGACCACTCCCCACTTATATTGAGATGTGAAGGGGGTTGTTCATCTCATTCTAATATCTTTAGGATAGATAAAACCTGGTGTCTAAATGATGATTTTCAGAGGCTTATCCCTAGATGGTGGGAGCATACATATGGGTCAGTTGGTGTTGCTGACCAATGGTGTTCAAATATAAAGCAGATGATACAGAAAATTAGGGGTTGGGCTAGGAATCACTATGGTTAAATTAAAAGAAAAAAACACCAATTGTTAGATACTCTAGATCATCTTAATAAGATTCAAGAAGAGAGAGTGTGGACCCAATCTGAATTTGAGTATTTTCAACTGACCACACAAACTCTTGATGAAATCTATGCTGAAGAGCAAGATTATTGGCATCAAAGATAAAAAACTCAATGGCTGTTGCAAGGTGATAATAACACTAGATATTTCCACCAAATTGCAACAATGAGGAACAAGAAAAACCTAATCTTGGGTCTAGAGATAGATGGTCAATATACAAATGAGTTGAAAGGGATTGAAACTCATATATTGGACTATTATAAGATGCTATTTGGGGTTGAAGGGGATAAATTTGCCAATCTGCATAATCAGTTCTTTGATGGTGCCTCAAAAGTAACTGAATCAGATAATTGTAGATTGATTGAACCCGACGAGTAACGTATAATGTTCCGAGTGAAAAGGTGAGGCAGAAATTCAACATGCATTAGATATTTCAGAAGCTGAGAAAACACCTGGCCCTGATGGGTTCACTTTATTCTTTTATAAGAAGAATTGGGACATAATTAAAGAGGATGTTTGTGCACTGTTTGATGCATTCTATCATCATAGATTATATGTTAGAAAGATTAACAGAGCTATGATTACCCTCATTCCCAAGAAAAAAGATGCAATGGATGTTAAACACTTTAGACCCATCAGTCTAAGAAATTGCATATATAAATGGATAACCAAGGTGTTGACTGAAAGGTTAGCAAGTATAATAGATACTTTGTTAGATCAGTCCCAAGCTGCCTTTATTAAAAAAAGGTTTCTTTTGGATAATGTGGTGTGTGTCAATGAAATTGTGCATAGTGTCAAAAAAGATAAAGAGGCAGGGGTCGTGTTAAAGCTAGATATGGAAAAGGCCTCTGATAGGGTGAACTGGGCCTTTTTAGAAGAAATGTTGAGTGTGAGAGGGTTTCATACTACATGGATAGCATGGGTCATGTCCCTTCTTTATGGAGGTGAAATGTGTATCAAGATTAATGGAAATTTGACACCATACTTCCAAGTAAAAAGGGGATTGAAGCAGGGAGACCCAATAGCTCTTGTTGAGTCGACCGTGAACGCATGGAGCGCTCTTTGAAAGAATAGCTCTTCTTAATCTTTTACCCTTACTCCCCAACGAGGACTCCGACGAGGAATCCCCCGAATCAGCATACGCAATTTGTGAAAAAAGACACTATTTAGTATAAAAGAAGCAACCTACTAAGCGTTCTCCCAAATAAGGGCTACCTCGTTCATAGCGCTTTCACCGATCAAATCCCTTTCTTTATTAGACATGTAGGGGATAACTTTTCCACTAAAAGCTCAAGTTCTCATCTTTCAGTAAGTAGTTTTGCTTTTACCTAACCCTCAACCACGCTATTTTCTATAGCTCATCCACCAAGAAAGACCTTGCATCCAGAATGAGAACCATAGGCGAGCCGGGCGAAGAAGAGAATAAATATAAAGAGCCCCTTAATTTTTAGAATCAATGAGCAGAGAAGAAAGATTTCATGCAGAATGATTGGGTAGGAGGAATGCTTTCATGAATGAATGAACAAAGCAAAGAACGAAGATTGTGCTTAGAAAAAAGAAAGATTGAATAAGATTACTGAAGAACTGCAATAAGTCCTATATAAAGCCAATAACAGCCTAGCGGATACCCTTTGTGAACCCATAGAGACTGCTTGACATCTACGCATCTGCTAGCCGCAGACGGAATTAAGAAAAGTGAACTTCTCTGACAAAGAGAACTCGTTAGTCAGTAAAGCCCAAGGCAGGTGCTGCTGAACGTAAAGTAAGCAAACGTAGTATCGAGCGGGAGTAGGTAGTGTGCCAAGTAAAGTCGAATCCCACAGGTACGGGTACGAAAGGATAGCGATTCACAAAGCATCTCGCAACATAGGAGGAAGAGGACCTAGGACTTGCAGGCAACGCTTTTCTTTCGCAGTATACTGAAAAAGCACATTATATATTGAAATCTCCATGAATTGGCCGATCACATCCTGTCAGTTTCAGGTGCGGCCAGGATCGCAACAAAGACGAAAGAAAACCGGCTATATGAGTTGATGCACCAAAACCTCGATTTGTAGGCAAGGATCAGGCTGCACCCAGGTTATAAACTCAAGTAGAAGCTTTTGCTTCAAAACATGGCTTGATGTGATAGTGGCGCATGCTCAAGCCGTTGATAGCTACTTCGCTTGACGAGCGTCGTAGAAAGACTTTTTGGATTCATTCACAACTGATGGCCCGGAACTTTTCTAACGGGGATCTGATTCTTTAAAATAGTTACCACCACATCAAACCATTCGTTCAGAGTGAACAAGAGAGAGTGCACACGGGTATGTTCCCCATATGAGATACATAAACTCATATCAAACACATGTCATCAACATATGAGAGAACGAATCTTTACTCGAATCCTTTGCATCTTCTTCTGCCAGATGAAGAGTGTATTCTCGCCATGGAGTTCAGAAATAGAGAAGGGGGTAAACTGAGCCGTGAGCGTGGTCACCAAGGAAGGGGTTGTATTCAGGGGGCGGCGAAGAGACACAGTGCGAGATCCTGGTCAGTGACTTCGTAGCCGATGGGGCGAAGTTGAAGAGCAATGCCACGGAGGCGGGTAAGATACTCGGAGCAATACATAGAACCTGGTTTGCAATTGGAGAACTCCCGATTATTTTCAGAGAAAATCGCAAATAATAGAATGAATGGAAAGGTCAAGCTATTAAACATCTTATTGTGAGGAATGAGCCAAGTGAATATAAATAGATAAAAAAAGTAGGACTTTTCTTAGTATATATATATATGATTTTATTATATAGATATGTGTTCCCATTCCTAGGAAACATGGTGTTCCGATTCTTCTCTCCTTTCTTTTTTTAGCTTACTAAACGAAGCTTACGACTCCGCTTTTCGACAAAAAGTCTTTCCAGCGCCAATATAATCACGCTAGCCTTTCTTGAGCTTTCTACTTTGCCGGGTTTATTGAAAATAATCAACGGACTCTTATAACGTATGGAAAAGAAGGCTTCCCCCATCTAAAACATTATGCAACAAGCAATTCTTAACCTAGTAGGAAATGGCCTTCCCCGAAAGCGCTGAGCTACCTGAAAAGGGAAGATCCAGCCAGATTGCTGTGTTAAGCATATGCGGGTTCTGCTCTAAAGGCAAAGAAATAACTGCCAACTTCCGTGAAGGGAAGCAAGTTCTTTCCACGTGGAGATGATCAATCCAATGAAATTGCAAAACTCTACTCTATACTAAGTAAATATGTGACTTGCATGAAAGGGACCAGTGTTAAGCAATTGGTCCATTGTGAAAGCGATGCTGGAAGTGTTAAGCATTTCAAACTGAAGTTAGGAAAGGCACTGACTGCGCGCATACATATGTTTTATCGTCCGCTTTCTCAAGTGAGGAATATGCTGTTATTACTACACCATCTTTTATAGCTTTCCCGAGAAGAAATTACTTCAAAAAAATAACCAACAACGTCTTTCGTGCAGTATCCTATAGGGCTAGTGCTGCTTATTCACTGGATTTGAGGTGGTGTATTCGTAAGATTAAATGCCGAAGTTACTCATGCCATAGTTTATTGCTCCTTCGTGGCGCTTGCTCGCTCACTCTTACATTCTCCTTTTCACTCAATAAAGTAGATCCTGTAGCCTTAAGTCGTACCGAACACTATGTCCTAATAGTAAGGGATTTCTCCAGATGTATGCATCAACGACCTAGGTCAAAAACAGTAACACATACATTTCTCTTCATCCCCTCTCGTCCATGTCAACCTTTTCTTACCCTTTAATTCCATAAGGTTGCAGTGATTAATCCAAGAGTATAAATTGGAACTGTTTCTGTAGTCAAAAGAAACTCCTCTTCTCTCCTGCCTATCCTTCCGTGCCAGATGCCTCTATTCGAGGCATTAATTTCACCACTAATAAGAAGACTGTATAGCTCTTGCATGCATCCCTTGCCTCTTAAATATTTATATCTCGTGCACAAACCTATTCCTACTTGTTTACCTGTTCCAAGCTTTGCTAGACTCAAAAAAACAAGTAGACACGGGACAGGAAATTATGTAAAAACAAAAAAGTGGCTTGTGTAGTGTGCTACCAATAGAATGCTCTTTTTGTTAACCAAGATCTCACTCGAATCTACTTAGCCGTCAGTAAAACCTGCCCTCCTTCCTAGGCGTGCACGCTGGTCCGTTGAAGGAAGAATCCAACTTACTTGTGATTTGGAAAAAGGACTGCTTCCTTCGGTTGCTTTTGATTTGACTGCTGTAGGTGAGGCGACGGGTAAAAATATATTGTAGGCGTAATCAAAGTGGAGCTTTGAGCCAGCGAGCGGAAAGAGCGAGCCAGCGAGTGTAACGTAAGTGAAAAGCAGCAGTACTTCAACTACAATTGGGAACCCCCCCATGCTCCGTTGAATCGACTTATGACCTGTTTTTTATGCATTCTCCTCACCCCACGTAGTGTGCGCCAGTCAAAGAAATAAATATAAATTTGTTGGGCAAGTATCATAAATTGCGTCCTTTCCATTAGAAAAAAAAGCGTACATTAGCACATTAAGAAGGTAAAAAGCAGCCCGCTCCTTTGCCTTTTCAAAAAGCAGCAGCTCTTTTCGAGTAGCCTGGTTCAACTTCCCTGGAAGGGTTATCCACTTTTGACGCGAGCGAGAGTCAGATATGTATCGGGTGAGGTTAGCGAGTGGATTGCACAAGTTATTGAAGTACGACCCTCGAAAGCCTATACTTGGTGCAAGCTGTTTTCGATTCAAGCAGGAAGGAAGATCGAGTTAGGTTTCAGTAGACAACTTGAACATATGAAAGATCTTATGAAACCGATTGATGATCACAAAGAAGCTCTGTATAGACCAGGACTAGAAACAGGAGCGGAAGCACAGCAATTTATCGTAGGCCCTTGGATGGGTGATAGCAGTCTTTCTTTCGGTAACCGTCTAGTCTTGGTGAGTTTTCAAGCTTTCTTTAAGAAGAATCCGCTCAAAGCTGGTACTGGAATACTAACATATTTTTAAGATATTAGTCTTTATAAGGATGATTTCTCAAAGGGTGAGTTGGAAGAAAGTTGTACCTGGGATACGTATTTCAAAGCAAGAGATGTGTAAACTGGACTGGTTTGTGATTAATAACCAAGATATGCGTATTGAAAAGAAAGATTAGTTGACTCGTATCAAAGGGCTTTACACCGAAAGAAAGGCAATTCATGTTCAGTTATCTATTATCTATTTGAAAGAGTTGACTCGTCGGGCTTGCTTGGCCTTCGAGTAGTACTTCTCAAAAAAAGAAGAACAATGAGTGTTTCACTCACGTTGAGAAAAGGGGTTGATGTTTCCAAGCGCTAGAATAAACGTTTACCAAGCAAATTGAATTCCTTCACTTTGGCTGGAAAGCTGGCTGAAACCGTGCCTTTTACTGAGCTTTATTCGACCACAATATCCATCATAACCAAAACCGAATATGCGTTAAAGGAAGGAAAAGCTTAGTAGTTAATTTCAATTTAAAGAAAAGGCCCAATCAAAGTAGTAACAATAAGTGCCAGCTAGAAAGGTAGAATGTGTCTACGTATTTTCTAGTCAATCCCTTGCTTCTGCTTTCAAGCAATTTGTGCAGTTCTTTCCTCAATTATTTTTTTTATGCGCAAGAGGTTTTCTAATGAAAAAAGGACTAAACGTGTGATCCCAATTCTGGGCATGTATGTCTAGATCGTGCACACGCAGAGGCTCCTCTTGGAGGTAGTATCGTACTAGCTGGACTTATTCGAAAACTTGCTACTCCCGGTTATATGCGAATCATGCTAAAATTCTTTCCTGATGCAAGTGAATATTTCGCACCACTAGTGCAACCTGTTGCTGTAATTACTATTATGTATTCCTCTAGAGTCACTCTGCTTAAGACTTACTCGAAAGCTCTTATTGCTTATTTTAGTGTTGCACATCTGGGAGTAGTTTTACTAGGTCTGTTCAGGAATACAATGACAGGAATTGCAGGAGCTATTGTGCTAAGTATCGCTCATGCATTCGTTAGTTCAGCATTATTTATCCTTTTAGGTGGTGTACTATACTCCCGATTCCACACACGAACTATCCGATACATACTATCGAGGTATAACAGCATACATGCCTGTATTTTGACTACTATTTTACTATTCACTCTTTTTTGAACGCAGCTGTGCCTCTAAGTGGTAACTGGGTAGGGGAATTCCTATGTCTAACAGGTAAGGATACTAATAAGACTCATATTCTCGCTAAACGTTTTCTGGATAGTGGTCAACCTATTACACTAGAGCATCTTCATCTAATGCAAAGTCTTTCTTATGTTACTATTCTTCCAGAAGAGCAAACTCAACACCTAAGCAAGGTGAAATCCACTACTTATCAACTGCCTCTATCACCTAAACAGCGTAAGGAAGTATTAGGTAGCCCTAAACCTAGCTATGGTTCTTTTAAATCGGGTATCTCCATTTTGAATAACCTAATGACAGGTGAACAACGAGTAGGTAGTGTTATGACACTACATCAACGTGACAATGAGCGTGTTTCTGGTTCTGGTAACAAAGGTAGTGCTCTCCTAGAGTCTAAATTCAAACAATATGGTATTGAGAAATTGAGTCTGACTGTTTACATCTATCCTTCAGGTACTAGTCATCATGAAGTACTGGCTATGGAACAGTATCTTATTCTAAAGCGAAAACCTCGCCTTAATGTTCTTCTTGCTGTTAATCCTCAACACAGGCGCACTAGAATGGATAGCACAGGTCGGAGGTTAAGCTTCTAGACCCACCCCTCCGCCATCCTGACCTCCTTGTACGCTTTGAGTCGAAACCCTAAGCCCTCCAAAACCCTTCATGGCAAAAACACTGCCAAGCTCCTTCTTTAACAACCTCGAAGCCAAAGATAGGAGTAGGTAGTTACACAATGACCACATAAAGTCAAAACATTATCCTAGAGGAATGAGTAAGTCCGGTCCAATTCTTGGGCCTCTCGCGAAAGAACTCAAGCCAATAGCGTTAGGAGAGAGCCTATTCTCAGTCAGAAAGTCACTCCAGAAACTCCTACTTTGCTTATAATTATTTTTTCTCTTCCAAATCGATGTGGTAATGAACTTGCTAAAATCCATGTGCTAATTCCAATCAATCAACTTAAGAAACTAAGATGAGACGAGCTTACCCATATACCTCCGTACAAGAGTTAGTCCCAGGTAGCTTACCTCCTTTCCATATAAGAAGAAATGATCTACTTGTAGACCTAGTAAGAAGAAATACCTATCCCATCTATACGAAGCCTATCCCAGGTAATGCTTTACCTATCCCATATACGTATGTTATAAGAAGGCAGAGGCAGCTAGATGAAAGGCAAACGAGCTTTTCGGAAGGGCTTGTCTTTTCCTTCCTTTTGGATCTTGCTTTGCTGTGATACGTCAATCATCCATTTAGCTATAGTGAACATGCTCTTTCACAACCAGAGGATTAAGACCTCGCCATCCATTACTCTACACTTCACTTCTCCTTTACTCTTTCTATCTATTTGGATTATAATCAAATAATAATATATATATATAATATATACGCTTCTGTTCTAACCGACTCAGCGATCTACTTCTCATTTTCGTTGTTTCGATCCTAACTACTACTTCCTTGCATTTTGCTTTAAAACTAGAAAAAAGATTCCTTTCTTTCTATATGGGTTTATTTTCAACTTCCCAAATAGGACTTCTCATTCTCTAGCTTTCTTCATTCCTTTCACTATCAAAAAGAGCCCTTTTTTGTGTGCCCGCTATCTCCCCGTTAAGCCGCGTTTTGTAACGGTTCACCATGAGGAGATGTTCTCTTGCGGTACTCACTCTCTAGTTTCGCAGCTTGCAACAGTATATCTATTACAGCTTTGTCTCTTTTATTTAAAAAAAAAAGTTAGTGCAACGGGTATTTTTTCTTAGCGAAATCCTTGCATCTAGAACTCTCTGAGCACATAATCTCTTCCTCATTTTCTGTTTTATTGTAAAGGGAAAGGGAGAGGGAGAATCATGCCAGAAAGATTGGTAGATAGATTGGACTTCGTTTCTGTTTACTTTCAAAAAAGTAAGGACTCAGGATACGGATCTGGTACAAGTACTTTCTTTTTTTGCTCTAAAGCATAGTGGTAATTTAATTCCAAGCGTTAAGAACGAACTGAGATCTTCTCTTTTGACTGAGCTTCCATCACTTTATCTACCCCATCAACTCATTGTCCGCTTTCGCCTGCACAGGAAGGAAGGATCTTCTTTATACGCGGGGTAAAGGCGAGAAGGAATCTGGTCCATCTCATTCCTCTTGCTTACGCTCGAGCTACTTCGTTCCTAAAGCGTTAGTATAATAACGCACGCGCATCCGGAAACTTGCTGGAAAGAAGAAAGGGAGAAACACAAGTTAACAACCGGCCATCAAGCACGGAAGACGATTTTGATTAGCAGACTCTCTTTTGTGCGGGCAATTTACTTCAAGACTCATCTACCGAATTCGGGCCGCGGCCTTAACTTTCTTCCCTGTGGACAGTACTTAACCTAGCGAGGTTAAACCCTAAATCCATGTCAGACTTCCTACTTGAAGAAGGTTCCAAGCCGAACGAAGGGGAGAACGAGCAAAGCCAATCAAAAGCATAAGATAGATTGCCACATCTATCTTTTCCAAGGAAGGCGTGAAGGATGATTTTGACCATCCAATAAGAGGTGCGCGCCCAAGTCTGCCATTTAGGCAAAGCTCTAACTTACAGCTGAGGATTTGGATCCCCGTCTAGTCAAATGGGCTTTTTGCTGGAGGAATGTTTATTGTTCGGCATCAGTACCTATGGTTCTTTTTTATTAGCTTAAGACCGTGGGTGGAGTTGTAGAAAATGCAAGCGAGGAGGGGCTCTCTTTTGCATCAAAATCTCAAGAAAAAGGTCAAAAACGATAGCTGAGGAAAGGCGAAGAAGAGGAGTTCTTTTCCATGTTAGGGCATTCATATGCATGCGTAGACTAGCTGAGATTCCACTGAATTCTGACTTTATTGGATAATCTTGGGTGGCGTAATCACATCGTTCAGCTGAGACGCCAAACCTTACCGACCCGAGCTCTACCGCAGAAGATAAAACTACATATATAAAGGAGATTTGAGATGAAGGGTGAATAGAGAAAGCATAAATTTCTGTCGTTGGTCGCATCCGACACTTCTTTCTTTAAGAGAGGGGCCTTTAAATAAGGGCAGCAGGCAATACTTATTTTCTATGGGAAAGGGCGCGAATCAATGCAATTGCTCTAAATTCAACTAGATGATGAAGAATGCTTAGATTACCACATTCCTTGATTGTTTTCATTCAACCCTCGTCGCGGCCCCTCCCTAATTTCGAGTATATGTCTATTGATAGGCAAGCGCCGGACGGAGTATTAGTTGAGGCCAGTAAGTGGGCCGGTGAAGCCAATTAAATCCACGTCAAGCTCTCTATCAATGAATAAAATGTTGTTCATGCGCGGATGATTTTATTATTGTTACTCTTTATTATTATGGTTATGTTGAGCAGCTGTTAGCCTAACTCTTGGTTCTTTTTTTTTTCACATATTTTTTATTGCTAAAGCGATCTATGAAACCGGTCACTCCGTATTACAGACTGCAAAATATCACTGATAACCATATTCCACTCTCTATCAAGTTTTTCTATTGTTCAGTGAAGATTTTCTATCAAGGAAGTCTAATTACGCAGAAGCATGTGCCCATATGCAAAGATCATAGTAGACGCATATAGGCGAAAACATAATGAAAATCAACTCATAGTTGAAGAATTAAATAACAATTGCTTTAAAGCAGCAAGGAAGAAGCTGCTTTTTAGCCCAGTGCGAGCGACCATTGCAAAGAAGCGAGGGGCGCTAAGCTTTTCATACCAGCAATATACTGACTATTAAGTACCTATTTCTACTTGAGTAGGAAAGCCAACCACTTGATCAAATGTTACTTACTAATCCCAGTAGGAAAGCAACTGAAAAGACGACTTGATAAGCCGGCATTTTTATAACTTTTCCACCCATTCTGATGAGCTGGACAAGTCAACATATTCCTAGGCATTTGGTTCTGCCTTTACTTACCTTTGAATACTCTAACCCGGATTCCGCCCCTCTATCTATACCGGTGCTACTCTGTAGCCCATGCTTCTAAACTCGTGAAATCCAAAGAAACATGAATTGCATATATAATGCAAATACAAAGGCAAGTTTAAAGACAGGGGGATACCGCTCATCAAGAGTTTGGTATCTAAAAATTACAGTAACATATCCACATGCCCTTTTCTCTTCTCTTGCTATCAGCTTATCGTATCGGCGTGTTAATTCTTCTTAGTCGATAGAAGATTTCCCTCTTGTCTTTATCGTATATAGCCTGAAGTTATAGCTTGCTGCGTATCGAGAGCCTAATAAGTGAAAGGCAGATTGTAAGCCCGCTCCAGGAATATCTATAGTTTGAGTAGCCCACATAAGAGAGAGAAGCTCGCAAGGAAGCTAGAGGCAAAGGCCCCCTTTGATTTCCAACTAGAAGAGTAAAAGGAAGTAGTAAGATTGGAAATTGGGTATTCGTTGACGAGGTATTAATTAGCCTGCGATAAGATTGAATATTAGTTAACAGTTTGTAAGCCCACTAGAAGATTGAAACTCATAAAGAAGAATTGCAAGCTCACTTGCTAGTTTTCTAGTATTGGGTTTTGGTTTACCAGGTATGAGCCACTCCCTTATAAGATTGTAAGGCGACAAGCGGATTCAAAGCACGATATAGGATTAAAAGCTGAGCTATAGTTTGAGCAGCGCAAGTAAGAATGCGGGTAGTTAATTGGCTTACTCGTTTCTAGTGCATTAGCTTTCAGATTTAAAGTCATAAAAGAATTCTAGTATTCGATCAGTCCGTTTCGTATGCTCTCTTTCCTATCCATACTATTAGTAGCTCACAACAGAGTCAAAATAATAAGTTAGGCGGGCTCGAGGTCTCATTTCCTTAGTTTGACCGCAGGCTATAAGATTCAAAATAGGAATACGAATTCTAGTCGTGATTCTAGTTTTCAAGAGTACAAGCTAGCTTCAAGGAAGTAAGCGAGTTAGAAGTTTCAAAACAAGATACCTGGTTGAAAGCCTGTAAGCCTTACATGAGATTGCGGGCCAGCTAGGGGATATAAAGTAACGAGTAAGAGTACCAGATTGCAATTGACTAGTCGTTTACGAGGTATTAGTCAGGAATGCCTTATCTATCGTATTAGGCTTTCAGCTAGAAGAACTCAAGTCGCTTACATAGCCGGGCTTTTCGTTCGTAACATTAGTAGTGTAGAACAAAGAGCTTATCGACCCATACAACATAAGGAGCTAGATCTGTAAGGAACAGGTATATGTAACGTTTCCTTGGGAAAGCCGGGTCAGGAGTAAGCAGGAGTCGTCCTATCTGCCTAGAAGGATTCTATAATAAGGAGAATGTGAGTGGTGAGTGGGCAGGAGATCAATAGACACAGAAAGAAAAGACCAAAAAGATAAGAAGTAACTCCGTTATTTATGTGAAAAGAAAGGAGATAATGAATTAATATCGTAATAAAGCAAATCCCCTCCTATAGGATGATATACATCGGGTACTGTAATGCCATCAAAGAAGGATGATTGGTCTTAACTCTTTTCAGACCGGGGCCACGATATTATACAATTATATATATTTTTTGGCTATTAGATAACCTACGACGAGCCCTACCATTTATTAAGCAACTGGAAGATAATATTGAGGAAGGGATGGATGTACCAGCTACTTACCCAACCCTCTTTGCTTTTCCTACATACAGCTTTGAGTTAAGCCTAGTGATTTATGAGAATATGCCAGCTACTTTTATTCCTATGAATTTGACTTAGGCCGCGGACTTGCAGCTCTAAAGGAGCCTACCTATTTCTACAACTCTTACCATTTTGGGAAGCTGATCTCCTTTCTACTGTTAGTGAAGCTGAGTCCGTATGGTATGAACCTCGCGTATTAAAACATTAATAGAGGCAATAGGCGCGCAGCGAGAAAATAGTGTAGCCAGTGAGCGGACCGAGTGTATTACCCCTGTGGGTAGATATTAGGTTTTTGGAAGGTAAGGATGACAAGAGGTAGGTATGTATGTAGGGAGCCTCTGACTTCTACTCTTTCGTCTATTCCTGTTCGTGAAGCTACACGAGAGTAAGCTACACAAGCTAGAGTATAGGATTTTTCTGACCCGAGAGACACAGATGTGAAGGACCCTTAGCGGCCTCTTTCTTCAGCTACACTTCCCCAGCACAAAAGAAGTGAAGGGATGTGTACACTACTATAGGGATTTCCTTCTAAAAGCGGAAGGAGAGTCAGCCTAACCTGCTAGAGCTATCAATCAGATTAGGTACCCAACCAAGAGCCTAGACTAATGTTACCAAGAGCCTAGACTAATGTTCGTTCTGCGGAACAGATGGGATGTTCTAGCTACAGGAAGAATAAATTAATCAGAGTGCGGGCCCTGCCTGGGAGAGAGATATTTCTATTCCTACTAGTCTTTGGTCAGCGGAAGGCATGTTCGTTCAGAGAGCGTAAGAATTTGACTTCAAGACTTATACTGATACTTTCTTTTACCCGAGCCTACTCCGGCACGTTACATACACGGATTTTTATCCAGTGAGTAAGCTTTCTTTCTTTTATTTTTACTTTCTCTCTCGTTCATGGACTCGTGGGTTAGACAAATAGAATGCCTCAACATCCTCTCCCCTTTCTTCTAATAACTGGAACACCCCAATCCTCTAATCTCTAGTGACAGCTGCCTTCATTGTTGGCTTGTAAGTACCCATATTAATCATTCTTAATGTATCCTCAAAGAATGTAATGAACTTTTCCACTTCTTGAGCATAGTTTGGTTTTGATGAAGTACAAAAGCCTACCTTATTAGACAGATGAGATGAAAGACATACTGAAATGAAAGAGAAACTGGATTTATGATTAATCATAATCATCAGTGCATATAAAAATATGAAGATGATTGTATGGTTTGGGTGAAAACAGAAATAAAAATAGAACGTCTATTTCATGTTTAGTCCATGTGCACAAGAAAAAAGGTTAGTAAATGGTAACAATTCTATTTATTACTTTTTCTTACTTACTTCTAAAGAAAACCTTTGATTTGGAGAGAATTTCCACTACCGTAACTAACTGCTTGACTTACCGGATTCCCTTTCAAGCTTTCCTTGCCCTTCTACCTATTGAGTTGAGTTTTTTCCTTGTATCCGATTCAAATTAACTGTCATTAGTTAGAGAATTTTGGACATATACTTTTATTTAGACATGTCTACTTCTTATGCATTATGCACAAATTACTTCTTGATCATATGTTCCCTTGATCCATATGATTAAGGGGAATCATTGCTTTTTGGATTTGTAGTTTACTACTCCAATAATGATTCGGGAGAGGTGGGATCCTCCTCTGCTTGATATAGTTTTTTTTATTCTAGTCTTTTAATTTTAATCATAATCACTGATTTCGATCAGCACTCTATCTTCCAGTACCAGGCGTATACGATTTCGACGTATAAGATGATAACCCAGAACGATTTGACTATTATGGTCCAAACGCACTGGAAAAGGATATCTTTTATCGGTTCCACAATGGTTCTTTTTTTCCTCCTGAAAAGAAAAAGAATAGGATTCTTTTTGCCTTTAGCGGAGATCTCTTGTTTCCAAATAGGGCCTTGTGGTTGAGAGTTGGTATGGGGCAGCCAGCCCTTGCCTAATATAATCGAAGCTAAAGGTGATCCTTGCTTGCTTGACCTGTAGTAGTTAGGTGCTGGTAGTTATTTAAGTACATGACTAGGGTAGGCCTTTTCTTTTTCTATGCTCCAAAGCACTGAGGCATCTTCATATTAAAATCTCCGCTTTAAACCCGAAGCACTTCCTAATGTATATTCTAGCCTCCACCTTAAAAGGCCTTGGCTGTGCTGGCTCCTCCTATACTACTTTCCTGCTTTTTGCTCCTATCGTCCAGCTTTGTCCTTTCGGGACATGAAGATAGGAAATTTACCCAAAAACTCTTAGGTGCTTCACACTTGCTTTCCATCCGAATGGAGTCTTATTTTATCCAATGGCGAAACGAAAGAGAAACCGCACACGCAATTGCCTCGGCCCTCAACTCCTTGCCCCTTGGCTTTTAACATTGTCCTCACCATATTTAGAACCGTTATATTATTTTGTTCCGCGACTCCATTCTCTTGTGGTGATCTTGGAACCGTCATAGGACGGACGTAGGATCCCATGTGTCTAAAAAAAGACCTTTAATTCATTAGAGGTTCACTCGCTTCGCGCCTCTATCCGTTCTAGCTCAAATACGACCTTACTATTCAGAGGCATATCTTGCTTTTATGCTACCCGGCACGTTCTAGCCCATTGCTTTATACTATATATATATATATCTGTCTATCTGTACATGCTTGCTTCACCCATTCTTTTTCTATTATCTTCTCCACGGTGGCAAAGCCCATGCTTCTAAACGACTGCCTGTACCGGAACTCCGCTATTTCTAGTTCATTCATACCTGCATGCATAAACCTACTGCTTGAAAAACGAGACTTTCAACGCTCCGCGCCTTTTGTCACATCTGTTTGTGATGTGTCCTTATCCCAAGAGGAATATTGGTAAAGTACCATACCTAGGTTCGTTCTCTTTTGTCAACTGTATCTATTCGGTTTTGCTTTCCAGCCATACCTTCTCTTGACGTTGCTCAACAACAGTGGCATCTTCTACTATTGGTTTAGCTGGGATGTAAAAAATTGGAGGTTGAGCCTTTGTGCTAAATAAACCAACATGAAGAAAAAGTATAACATAAGTGAATATTTGAGCACTTCAAACCGAACTTAAGAGCTTTAGTTCAAGTAGCCACGTCAGCATAAGGAAAGCCTGGAGATGCATGCAATGCCAAAGATTAACTTATCTTGTTCGAAACTCATTTTGTAAATATGCCCATTATTGGACCCAAGTTTCAAAATTCACCTGCAGGCGTTATCGACACCTAATTCTGGAGGAGGTGGGGTGGCTACGTAGATATCAGAAATGCTTTCATTCTTACCAGTCTTATTTGTTGGGTAAGCTGCTTCACTGAGAGCAATTGCGTACTGGCACCGCCGAATCTGCATCAAAAACTCGATTGAGAAGAAGCCCACTTAAGCACACAAGCGCTTACCTCAATCCGTTGCAAGCTTCGACCTTGCCTTGAGTTTAGGCATCTTTTGTAGGACAAGCTTTCACTGAGTGTGTGTTTTTATTGAGTTAGCCGATAGGTAGGACGTCCGGTCTGACATGAGCCACTTCTTGGAACATTCCCTTGGGGGGAGACGAAAGCTGGGTGGGGGCAGTGAGGTACAATGCCCCGGTATGGGATAATTCATATGAGAAGCTGCTGCTTCCAACAATCAGTTAGGAACGCCCTTTACCCTATATCTTTACCAATAGGCCTTTTCTGTGAAATATGCATACTTCCTTCCTGGACTCAATCCTCTAATTAAAAATAAAGCACTACGGCTCGGAGTACTTTATGGCCAAACCTATTGATTTATTTCTCATTATGCGCTTCATTACGACTTCCCGCGCCCTACTCGTAAAGAGGGGCTTATTCTGGACTGCTTGTAGGCCAACCTTTGGCCTTGTCGGACTAGCTTTAGCCTATAATGAATGAGACCTCCCTTTTCTAAGGCTAAGGTGGGGTAGCAGAGAGCCTAATCTCGAAACTCAAGTAGGAAGTGTTACACTGCCCATTTTGAAAGGGAATAGGATCTTAAAGAAGAGCACAGATAAGCGTATACTTGCTTGACTAGGCTTCAACTCTTAGGGTTGGTACCAATTCAATGCGCATCTTCGGATAGCTGAACATTACATGCCATGTCCGACCCACAAGTGCTTCTACGTCCCTCTCTCTCCTTGCCAGTCGGTCTCGGGTCCTTACCTGTCGAGTCACTTTGTACCTCCCCCTGCCTATAGAGGTTGGCCCATCTTTACCCACGAGTTCCATGTTCGAAATTAGCGCTTTCCGGAAAAGATGTTGTTTTCTCTTTTTCCTACTTGCTCCCTTAGGCTAGTGAAACGATTCACAGGAGAGTGGATCGTGAACGAATAGCCCAGTAACTACGCCATGTTACGAACAAAGAGCTTAGCGTCCTTTTTGCCTAACATTTTTTTATGCAATTGTTTCTGCCTTTTTTCTGGTGTAAAGAGTAATGCATGGTTTTGGTTAGGAAGGCATAGGCCGGCCTCTGACTGAAGAATAGGAATGGGGCGGGCTTAGTTGTTTAGGACGCACAAAACTACTTGAAAAAGGATTTGGGTAGGTGGGCTGCTGGGAAAGAAAAAGTATGGATCTTGCTGCTTATGGAAAGAAGATTCCACAATTGACTATAAAAGAAACTCCCAGGGCTCGGGTTCACCACCTTCATATCGTATTTTCGCTTCCCCGAAGAAGAATTGTTCAAAGACCTTGCCTCACTAAAAAGCCCACTACTTTAAAAAACCCAGTTTTGAGTTATGGGCATAGGCTAACTTGTTGAATGGGCATCTTGTGTTGGCATGCCAGAACATATATCCGGTACTACTCTATATTAGGCTGACTACGAATGTGCTTCAGAGCCTCGTGATCTGAGTGTAGAATAAACTCTTGGTGCAGCAGGTAGTGAGTGCCCCCAATGTAGCAAAGCTCGCACGACTGCATAAAGAAAGCTCCGCATCATATGTCGAGTACCGAGACTGAGAAGAGAAATTAGACTACTAAAAGAGCAAGGCACCGCCCCCGGTGGGGCAGTTGACTTCAGTGCTTCGCTCTCACAGAAATTAAAGGATAAGAGCACTCGTCACTGTCATCAACTGCGATTTCGATGCGTCATTTATGATATTTCTCGTGATTGGTTTGGTAGATTTTCCTTGTTATTGTTTGAGTTGTTTTTGTTCCGGTTCGTTTCTTTTGTTTTCTTACTTGTGATATAAAAAGGAGGAAAGGGTTGGGAGCGAACGGGGAATGAGTAGTGAGCGACCGATAGGGAGCGAGACGACGAGCGGTGCCTCTATAACTATGGAGTTTAAATGAATGAATGAGAAGTTGAGGAGGGTGAGGAAGAGGATGTCTGCCTTTACTCTTTGACTAAGTATTCTTTCCTATGCTTTCAGCTGATAACTATCGCTCACGCTTCGCCCTCATGAAAAGACCAATGCTTACAGGAAGATTGGCAAGATGGGCCATCATCCTTACTGAGTTCCGTATCTTGTCTGCACATGGCTCCATTACGAACTCATGCCGTAGCCTCTCTACACATTAGCTTCGGTTCGGTTTGGTCGGATAAGCTAGTGTTTTTGCTGTTGTTTTCACCCACTTGGTCTGTAGCGAACGAAGAAAAAAGCAAATTGTTAGTTTCTTTCCCACGCTTACTTGGATTTGGACCTCTGTAGGGCACTCGAGTGGGAGTAAACTCCGGACCTTATACTTTTTATCTAATAAACAGTCACGTATCACAGAACTCGGAACTACACATGCCTACCGAAGTGGAGCACTCATTACGTTGGCGGGGTAGGCCCGGAGCATGGTCTTGATTCCAACAAAGCAACAAACACAGCAGTTTCCCTTACTTTACCTAGTAGTCTACTACCTCAGATGGGTGGGGTTCTCTTCTTTGGGCTTCTTTTATCACCAAGCTTTCCTGAACCTGCTGTAGAGGTCGCTCCACACATTCTCATAGATGAACTGGCGCTAAGTAAGCAACTTACCCACATACTGCGAATAGAGCGGCCAGCCCTATGCTTAACACAGGAAATTGGGTGTATCTTTGCGGGGAGAGAGTTTCAACGGATTTGCCTTCTTTCTCAAAGGCTGCGTATATAAAAGAGGGAGCCTAAGCCTATGTAACGCTAGGAAGGAGCAGCACCTACTTTACTTATTGAAAAAGACTAAGACAGGCATGCAACCTAGCCCGGGAACCAATTCCTTATTATCACAGCAGTAAAAACTACAAGAAAGAATGATTGAGCGCAGCTAATTAATAAATAGGTTAATTAACCGGGCAGGCTGCATTCGTTAATTAAGTCCGGGTTAATCGAAGTGAGTTGGTGTGCTCTCTGGTGACTTTGGCTTGGTGTCCAGTGGGCGGTGCTCTAGTTAGTTGCAAGTTTCATTTTAATTTGATTAAATTTGCTTTTTTCTTTTAGGGTTCTATTAGACTTCAAATATCTTGTTAGCTTGGTGAAGGAGAAGGGCTCTGCCGGCAGCAATAGAGAAATGACTCCGGAACTAGGAATAACATGGAGCGAAGGTGAATAAGGGGACACTGCCCCTGCTCGTACTGCTATCAAGACTGGCACCCCCCTCTGTAGCTTTCCAGCAAGAATGGCCCTATCCTCTACTCTTGTCTTGGAAGTATGGTTTGGCGAGCTTGACTCATTTTACTTGCCCTAATAGATAAAAGCGTATTAGATACAGTCGGTTTTGTCGCGGCCTGCACGGCAACAAAATAGTTAAAAAAAAAAAGCATTCTTATTTCGCTAACGCGCCTTTGGAAGGCTCTTTAGGTTGTTCGCCTCTTAGACAGCGAAGGAATGATACGCAAATAGTCCATTCCATGGAAATAGTGCTTCCTGCCCCTCCTGCAACTCTCGAACTACAGGAAGTAAGCGATGTGATGTCTTAAGCTGCCTACTCTTTTTTCCCTTAAAGCAACTTGGGGCTCGGGTCGGCTACTCACAAGGAAGAGTCTACTGAATCGAGAGGCCTATTTTAGTGGTTCCCGTCTTCAAGGCGAAAGGCCCTACCAGGGTGTGTAAAGATCTCAAGCCTCGTGTCACCTACGATGGCCTCAACGTGATTTCGGTCATGACTATTTCATCTCGATAGTACGTCTTTTGAAAGATACAAAGCGGCGCAGAAGGTCGAAATCTCTTGCACCAAGTACGCCGTCCCTCGGCATGCGCTTTGTTCCCTACCTTCCTCCTTAGCTCTTTCATGAGTATAAAATACACGTATATATAACACATGAACGTTTTCTTTTTTAAAACTAAAGGTCGCTACTAAAGGAAGAAAACCTAATAAGGGCAATAAAAAGAAACCCTTTTTGATAGATACATCCAGCGAAACGTGATGGGCCCACCAACTCTGGCCTCGTAAGCGAGGTACACCACCAAATGCTCCATGCAATTGAAAAAGCCGGGGGGGTTATCTAACTTGCACATTTTTTCCACGATATTGCGTTCCAATTTGGCCATGTGAGCTGGGTCGAGTTCCTTCGCGCATAAATCACGAAATAAATTGCTCAGTTCAGTCAGAGCTTCCCATATGTCTTCGGGAAGCAGGTCTCAAATGCGACCGGTAACAAACGCTCCATAAAGACGTGCCCGTCGTGACTCTTCAGCCCAGTGAACTTGCAATCTTGGACGTTGACACATCTCGACCAGTTACCATCATTTCCATTCAGCATCTTCGTCCAGTGCTTGTCAGGTAAGAAAGGAAGTAAATTCCCCTTTCTTTCAAGAAACTCTTTAAAAAAGTTCTAGTCGTCCTTTCCACTTATAGCTAAATTTCTTAATTTGCCACGTTGTGGATAGAAGACTTGTAGAATCTACCCCGCTTTTTCCCATAAATACCACCCATTGTCAAGAAGGCGCTGCTATTGAAATCCCCATTCATTAAGAGAAATGCCGATTCTCCTCAATCAATCCTCGTCTTTCTTAGCGTTCAATCAACAAGTAGGACCTCATCTCTCTCTGCCTATTTCCTTTTATTTTTCACTTTTATTTGTTAGCAAGTTGAGTTAGGCTCACCCATGCCCACCATGAATGCGGATTAAAAAGCTCAAGCTTGATCTTTAAAGGTGAGTTTACCTACTCCAAAACTCTTCTTCGGCGGTTTATGTTTAAGCCGCAACAACGTTACGTTAAGAAGAAGCAAGCTTTGAAAATGCAAATAATACTTGCGAGTACTATGAGAATGAAATACGTAAAAAAAAAAATAAAGTAAAAAACGTTCCAAAAATAATGCTTTGATGATCCAGCCAGTATGAATCCGGTGTACCTGACTAAATAGTGTGCGCAGTATCGAAATCATCAGGCAATTAACCCGTTGCTTGTGTACCTTATGAATTGAGTGACACAAATAGGGTGAAGTACTGTACTCACCAACCCATAAAATTTTTCCAAGATTGTATAAGCATGGATTTAAAATAATTTTTATAATAGTAAAGCTAGACATTTTCATTATGATGTGTTGTTTAGTAATGGGTAATGTGGTTGTAGGTAGTCATTTGTTCTTTTGTGATTACTGGATGGTAGGTACTTTACTTTTTTATTATACGTCGTTGTAGTCAGATAAGACAATAGGTCAAGATAGGCATGCGGGTGCACATGTTGAGAAAAGGAGAGATATTGACTATTACTAAATAAAAATCCACGGCTTAACCTAATAAAAAAGAAATGAGGCCAGGGAAGCATTCAAGTAGAGAGACCCCCGTCCCTTACTCTGGCCTATGTGGGGCAAGGTTCTTCTACAAAAAAATTGAAGATTAAGAAAGAGCATCCGAGAATTCATTACTCGCTGCTGCTACTGCCGTAGCCCTTTCCGCACATATAGTTAACTGGATCTCCGACCGGTCGGTCTACCTCTTTTTGGAAAGAAGGACTCAAAGCCAACCCTGCTTTAGGAAAAGATAGAAGAGGCTCTGGGAACTGGTGAAGAAAGCTCCAAGCCGATAGCTTGGCTCGTCCCATATGTGTCGTAAACAAAACGGGCATTTCCGTAGGTCACATGTTCTTATTCCTTCGTATGCGCGAATTAAGGCTCACGTGGAGTAGTTGTATGATTATGATGGCACGGCGCCCCGGGTAGAAGCATTGACCTTTTATGTACGGGGATAAAATTGATTACGTGATCACGGGTCTAAAACTTTTGAGTATGTCTAAAGTCAAAACCTTTTGCTCCAACCACTTCTTTTAGAGTAAGTATTCTATAAGCTTTAACGTCAAGCATGCTTCTCTCAGGATGTGGACCGGGACATTTGAACTTATGAAAGGTGAGATGGGCGAATTGATTGACCACGACATGAGCGCTTTGGAAGCATCTATAATAGAGCACATACCAGAAAGCCAAATAGAGGAAGACGCAAACCCAGGCAACTAGCTTACTAAGAAAAAAAAGGGGGCAGGTCAAATAGATCTAAGAGAAGACGGAGAACCTTCAGAGTGCCCTTCTTTTGGATAGCCGAATTGAAGATTAAAAATATATATATAGTAGTAATTTCCTGGGTGATTAAGCATTTTGAAAGGCGAATGGAATGCGAAAAGGAAGAAAGAGCGGGAAGAGAGTCAGGGGTAATGGAGGAATAGGCTTAACGGATTTAAGTTGAAAAGCTGGTTGTAAGCCATACTATTTCAAATACTACTTACTTGTCAAGCTACCAATTTCTATGCCAGACTTATTCTTCTACCCTTCGTGAACCGATGATCTTATGTTCATTTCAGTTTGGATAAATATCAGCTTTCCTGCTTACGAGCAAGGAGGAGAGATTCTGAACGTAAGCTCCATTGGGTGGGGTTTTTCCCTTTGGTTATTCGCTTCGCGCCTTTTTCTTGAAGTTAAAGAACTTCCTCTAGGATTCCGGAATAGGAATGTTCTGTATCGTCATACCATTCTCCTTTTTTGCATACCCCGCTATTGACTGCGGCGCTTTGTTTGCCCATGTGAGCGTGTGTGAAATCGGTATCCATTGACGTCATATGCGCTATAACATATATGTCTATCTGGTCCAAGGCCGAGGTTTCGGCAGTTGTTTTTGCATTCACAATCGGTGTTTACTCTCTTCTGTAACCAGCTTTCGAACTCGCTTCGCCCTAATTGTTTTGTAAAAGCCAGAGGCGTAATGGACCATCGCGTCTTCTTGACGAAGTCATCAAACTCGGCAAGTGTTCGGATCTATTAGGACATAGTAGTAATAGGTGAACAAACCAGCTACATATTATCATATTCGAGAAATAAAGACAATACATGGAATAGTAGCTCTGGAGCGGGGTGAAAGAAAGGCCCTTTTTTGTCCGCTACCCTCTTCGCACGTGCCTCTTGTTCGTGTGATTAAGGGCGTTAGTAGGAAAGCCGCCCGGATAGACCACTAATTGTAAGGGCGAAAAAGAGACGTAGGATAGAAGAAGATAATAAGTAGTCACCACTTGGGCTTGGACTAAAGCTTCCTATACTTGGGCAAAAGCAGCCTATGAAAGGACAAGGCCGCCAAGGAGGCTCACGGGTCTCAAAAGAGACAGGCATTCACCGGTTTATGCGTAAGCCAGAAATAGACAAAGCGGGAAGCTACACAAGTAGCCAGGATAGTCACGATAAGCAAGTCAAGGACAAGGTCTCTAACCCCGGGTAAGCTCACGTTGGCTAGGCATATGGTTTAAAAGAAGTATAAAAAGAGATAAGTCAAGTAGGCGCGCAGCGAGCGATGGCGAAAGTAAAAAGACATATCTAGACTCAGGGATGAAAGCACAAGGTTAACCAAAGAGCCGAGAACTCGGGTGGACTCGGGATATGTTCTCAAAGCCTTGGAGCACCGCGTCAATCCAATGTCAGCAATCGTTCCTGTGAATAAAGTACTTGACTCTCGGATGGAAGGGTTTAGAGCTAGAAGGAACCCACCTCAGATCAGGACAGAGCGACGACAACAATAGGCAATAGTAACCAAGCCAAGGTTGTAGATAGAGCATTCGCCAATGCTTTGACATAGACCAGAGAGAGGAACGAAAGTAGCGAAGACCAAAGGGCTTTTGGTTCGTAACATTAGTAGTTACTCACTGGAACGAAAAGCCCAAAAAGTGGCACATCTCAAGTCAAGAAGAGGTCTCTTTTGCAAATGAGCTCTGGCACATTTAACCTTTTATCCGCTCTATCGAATCTGCAAACTATATGCCAGACCGAGACATAAAATGAGGCGGGTAAGATCCTCATCAATTGATGAAAAATCAAGGCACGGAGTGATGGTACAGCATTTACTTTTAATATACTCCATTGAACAGGTCTAATAATCGTTGTGTGTATGCATGGTCTTTGGCCCTTCTCGTACCTAAGAAGAATTCTTTTGAGCAGGTGATAAGAAGGATCGTTGAAAAGTTACTCTGTTGAGAATTGACTCTTCCTTACATGGGCTTGCAGCCCTACACTGAAAAAAGTGCCGCTCCAAAAAGGTGTGTTCATTTCACGTTAGGTCAGTATATATATAATATCTTTATTAAGACTTAGCCCGGTCTACATTCAAGGCAGCGGTTACCCTTGTGTGCACTAAAAAAAAGTGGTACACCCAAAGTTACTTTTATATATGAAATCCGGACTTATTGTCATTTTCATTGGCATTCCGCACTCCGGAATTTAGTTCGATCGAATATGTTTAGGCAGGCCGATCATCGAGATCGATTTAGGTCTTTCCTTGTTTAGTCTAATCGGTGAGAAGGAGGTTCTTGGTCAAAGGAGAAGTAAACTTAATCATGGATCAGATGCAAATTAACATTAAAGCCCTAACTTTAGAGTAAAAACCGACTAGTAAGGAGAAGTGTCTGTGCTTGGTGATAGGTAATCTCTAAAGTCAACGTTTCTGCTCGTGAGCCGTCCTAAAAGAAGTTTGCGTTGATGCTGCTTAAAAGGACACCTAAAGCCCTACCCTAAGCCAAAAAGTGTACGTGATTCCAGTTGGTGTTCAATTTGATCTGCTGATTGCAAACCGAATCGACCAAAGAAAGGGCACTGTTTATGTAAGTAAGCGTGTCTGCGTTGTGCAGGTGTCAAAAGGTATCAGTAAATAAGCATAGACTATTGTGCTCATATCCTCTCTTTGAGGTGATCCTTCCTCGGTTCATATGAACATAGTGAGTGTTTCTTCCGCATAGAAAGAAGCAATCCCTCTCTCCTTATTGATTTCTTGATTTCTTTTCTATTTTGCTCTAAGTGTTATACTTATGTTCCATAAAAGGCCGCAGGTGGAAATGAAAGTACTTTACCTCATTTCTTGGGCTAGCCCTTTCCAGCAAGCTATTACTCAGTACATTTGTTTTATTCTCTTTGACCTGCTTTTTCTCAAAAAAGGTATAGTATTCTTCCTTCTTATTTGGAGGTTCCCCATCACTCGTATTAGCGCTTCTTACAAGGAAAGGATAGAAGTCTTTATGGAAAAAAGTCCTCTTTATTTCTTTGGTTTGGGATTTTCTTACACAGCTGCTTATATATATATTTGGGGTAAGATGGGGTAAGTTTGATCTCATTTATTCATTCATTTTGGAGTGCGAAGAACCCTAATGTTTGTGGTCTAAAAGAATAAAAAAGAAGCCCTTCTCGAAAAAGGATTTAAACCACTCATATGCCCATTTTCAAGAACTAGAAGTAATATCATGACAAGGGTTCCGGTCTCCATGGGAAGTCTCGACTCGATTGAAACTCATGTTGTACAGGCAAATAGAGCCAGACTCTGCAAAGGATTATATCAGTTTTAGTAAATTACCCCATAACATTATTCATTATCGTTAATCATCACCTCAGATTTTAAATACCAGGGGAAAAATACTAGACTAGCAAGTGATAATACATCGTTCATGCCAATAGCCTATGGTCAACGTGGTAAGAGATTAGGATGGAAACCAAAAGCTCATGTGTTCAAATCCCTAAAGGCACAATTATGGATGTGATACCCCCCATTTCTTCAAAAACGAATAAAAGAGAAAAATGGACATCCCACCAAACATTCTTTATGCCAATATGCGAAATTCTACATACATTAAGTACCTGTGTGTGGAGAAGCTCGACACTGAAATCGGCAATATAATATTCATCTTATCTCAGTACAGGGTACATACATACGTACAGAGCTACCCAAGAAAAGTCCAGTGGCGCAATTAATTAGTAGATTTATACCGAGTGCATCACAAACCATCCAAAAAGGGACGCGCAATTTGCAGTTAAGTGTATTCTCCCAAATCTGCTTTCCGAAGGCTAATATGTATGTTTCCTATAGTGTAAAAAAAATTACTAAATTGTCAATTCATACATGAAAAGACTTGTTGGTGCATGTCAGTGGTAGAGCTAGAATAGTCAGCCAGTTCAAACTTTAAAAATAGAATATAAATATATTTGAGTCAAAGTAGATATCTTTCGTGCTCCACCGCGATCTACCGAATTTATATCTGTTTTCTCGTTAGTGAGAAATCCCAACAAATTAGAAAAGAAAACTCACAACTATTTTTCATGAACCATCAATTTTTTCATGTGCATTCCTGCCAAAATATATATGTTGACGTTCTTTTAGTGCCCTTTTTTCATATATTTATATTATAGTTTTTAATATATTTAACCAAAATTCCAAAGTAAAATGCGGGAGCAAGAGAGAGTCCGGGAATGAGAGGAGCGGTGCACGAGAGAGGCGGCCCGTGCCGGCTCTGAGATTAATCGAAGCAAACAACAGGACGTCTAATCTGCAAAACCATGGTGATACTCTACTGTGCTGCCCCGACCAGAATCATCATCTCTATCTCCACTATCAGAACTATTACAAGAATTTATTGACTCACTATCACTAAACATACTATCACTATCACTAGTCATATAACGTTTATTCCTTCTAATAACTGGTGGACTTATTAAGAAGGTTTACGAAATTAAAGAAAAGTAGGAAAATTATGTTTAAGCGGTGAGTGAAAACTTTCATATTTATTTATAATATTGTAGGGAAGAGTCCATACAGAAGTTTATGCCCCTAATGTAGTGAGTTCGCTATCTTCCGCCGTACCAGGTCTCTATTAATCTAGCCTCTGGATTGAGGGCTGTGCGCAATTAGTCCCTATGGGGCATTCTCCACACACCATAGCTAAGAGTTAATGAAAGCTCAGAGCTACACACACCCTTGTATCTTCGATGTATAGAATAACTCCCTTTCTACTAATACTGTCCAGGATGTTCCCTACTTGCTATGCTAGTCTGGTTCATCACAGCGAAGGTGTTTACTTTGGGTGTCCCAAGGATGGTGATAGATAATAACTTTTCCTACTCAGAGTTCCCTCACAACGAGGGAAGACAGGTAGAGTCTAGACAAATTCGACACCCACTGAATGGAGTCAGACCTTCTACCCCCCTCAGAAGGAAGGTGGATTTTACTTGGTAATATGGGGCCGTATATTTATTGATAAGCAAGTTCTCTTTTATTCTAAATTTACTTATTTTCGGCCTACTACTTCCTTTCTGACTTACACCTACTACTTCCTTGCGGGAAGTCTTAGCTGACAGAGAGTCAGTCTTATTTCCTTACCTGGTTGTAAGCTCTAGTGTGCAAAGCTTATGATTGTAAACCTACCCCAATCTGTGAATTGCGCGCAGGCAGTCCCATTCTTTGAAAGATAAATATGAATCCCGCACTCAAGGTAATACCCTAGCAGAGAAAGTCCTATATATATAATGCGCCCTCTGAATGAGGGTTATGTTCCATGTTATTCTTCAAAAAGAAAAGAAGCCAGCCTCATGAGAAAGACTTTTCATGCTAGTGTGGAGTAACTCACTACAAAAAGAGCTTCAAGATCAAAGAAAGCAGAAATATACCGAACTGCATAGAGTGTCCTAAGAGAAGACAATACGGCCCTCCCTGCTGAGGCAGCCCCCCGCGCTTATACTGAAAGGGTGGAGAACTCATGCAAGATTGAGACATTTTCTATGAGAGAGAGAAAATATGGCAGAAAGAAGTGCAAAATTCTAACGAGTAGGTGTTGGCAAAGGCATGAGTGATGTTTTTCTTTCCATCCAAGTTTCTTCTTTTTGGAAGTCAAGAAGAGCGAACGCCCTCTTTGTAATCAATATACGTAAGCAGCCATTCACCCTACTTGCATAGCATAGATTGTAACACAACTTCTGTGTCGATTTGCATAATAAAACACTTTCTTACTTCCTTTTCTACTGAGCGTATTATAGCTTGACTCGAAGCAGCGTCCCCTCCAAAAAAATCAGTATAGATAGCTAAGCTTCCCTCTTTCACAGACATCCCCTAAAGGCCCTAGCTCAGTCTGCCAGCTTATCTGAAAACCTGAGCTTGCTTATACCGAAGGCAAGAAGTACGTAATCCTTACCTTACTTACAGTGAAAGAGGGCTACACGTAAGCGCAGCAACGGGCTTTTAACCACTGAATTTCTCAATACGTTCAATCTGGATCACTTGCTTCCATGTACGTTACAGAGAAAGAGGTTAGCAAAGACTCCCACGAGTGATTCACCCACTTAGTATACCAAAAAGAAAGGTCAGGCTTTCTTTCTACGAACCCTATCCTTGAATATTACATCAATTCAAAAGCTTCGCCTACCTATCTGACTTTTTTGGTGCGTGCTTATTCTTTGCTCATATCTACCACCGGACTCTGCCTGGCTTCCATAGATAGGCACCTTGGAGCATAAAATATTTTCACAGAATCCAACCCTGGGACCTACTTTGGAGTAGCGCAGTACCGTATATGCTTCTCTTGTAAAGGCAGCATAGCTTTTTTATTTAGATCTAGGTCTTTCTTTTAGATGTCGTTACGGTATTGGTGAAGTTAGCCGTAGTGATCGATTTAGCTCAATTACCAAAGTCCGGAGGATTATTATTTAGAGTGATTCGGCTGTAGTCGTCTCTGCCGTTTATCCAAAAATCCGCCCTAATCTTTATTAGCTGAGCTATTCCATATGAAAAAGGCTAATCCAATCCGAAGCCCATTCTATATCCTTCTTTGATTCGCGAGAACTCAGTCAGGTATAACAGAGAGAAGGCGACTATGGGCTTTTTCTTTGAAGTCGCTTTCCCCTTTCCGAGCCTTACTTATGATTCCCATCTCGAAATACAAACCTGTTCAAATCAATCTCCTTCACAGGAAAAAGGCACAAACAGCCTATTTTTGCTAACAGGACCGGGATATCCCCGTATCTTATGTACTTCAACTTGCTCTATCTTCCCTCACTTCTTTTTATGCGTCCTATTAGTCAACTATGCGTGGCATGTCTGCATAGGAAAGAGAAAAAAGGCTATAAGCCGTCTACTTACCAAATCGTAGCGCCCAGATCTTTCTCTTCCTATTTATGTGCTGTGCGAGGACAGGATTCGAACCTGCAGTCCTCAGGTCATGAGCCTGATGAGTTGACCAATTACTCTACCCCGCGAAAAATAGATCGATTCCCTTTTTCTGATACTGAACTTCCAGAACAAAGAAACCCGATCATTCATTCCAACAAGACGAGCCTGTGTTAAGCATACAGCGTCTACCTCTTCATTGGATTACCTTGGTACCGCTACTGTCTTCCAAAAGAAAAGCAAGATCTGTCTATCTACGACAATCGAAGATGCTGATCGGCACCAATCGTTGGAAACCCCGGTTTGGCTTGTCTCGTGTGGTGGCGCTGACTACTTGACAATACTTATCGTTTCAGTCAGTCCGCCCTTCCCTTCCAGAGGTTCTTTCTCTAGAAAACTTGCTTGGCCATCCCTTTGAGCGTAGGGTATGGATTAAACTAGCAGTTTAGTGCTTTCTTATTAAAGAAAGACCTTCCTTTGATTGAGGTTATACTTCTTCATTGGGATACGCGGAATAGGAATGCCCGATGGAAGTTAAAGTAAAGACTGATGGATGTGATGCACCTACTTCAACTTTTTCTACTTCTTCTCTTTCATCTGCTTTCTGTGACTCGGCACCTGGGACTACAACTGTAACTGGTAACGTAGCTACGACCTTATTCCATAGATCGTTCCCATCCCATTACGATTCATTCTTTATGGCCTGGCCTTAACCTGGATTTAATAGGTGCAGAGAGTTACTTGGATTTTTTTTCATACCTTTTTCTACTCAAATTGACAAGTGTAGAACTTGTACTCTGTGCTATCATTAGTACCATTTCTTGCTCCGAGACCCCTTTCTGATTTCAATTAACCGTCTTATGGCGTTTTTGAATTGTTCTTCTTTTGGAATAATTTTCACGATTGGACACGTCGAGAGCTCTATTTTCCCCTTTGAACTCGCAACACTATATTATGAATCACTAGAGTGGGTTAAACCTTTGGGCCCTTGGTTATTTTCATCTTCATTCTTTCGAGAGTACTTGCGCATTAAGTAGAAAGGGAAGGTCACCCACCCCTAAATATGCATTCAAAACGTAAAGGCCCTGAAGTGAGCGATGCTTTGAAAGTCGGCATTGGCCCGTGACAGAAGCAGCAGAACGAGAAAAGTCCCAGCTACATGTGCCATGAGAAAGCGGATGGCAATTCGAATGAAAATCACCTGTGGTGGTATCAGGTTCACAAGCGAGTATTATTAGCCAGTAGCTAGGCTAGCGAAATGCTATTTATTTTTTAGGTATCATCCTCTCTATTTCTTGTTTTCACATATGGAAAGGCGAAATAGAAAGATAAACAACAAGAGCATTTGGAGGTCCAGTGCGAGATGGATGATTGGTGCCGTTGCGGAAGTGAATCAATCTCTCTGTTCTTTTTCCTTTCGGCTCGTGTCTTCACTGAATCTAGAAAGTCACACGGGAATAAAGTCACAGAGGAATATTTTTTTCAACTGAACACGGTACAGGGGGCTTGATGAGCTGACTTTCCTTCAAAACCTATTCTGCCAAAGATTAGCAGCGAATTTTTTCCCAAGCCCTTCTATCTTCTTTCTATACGTTGAGGGCTGGAGAGAACTTTGAAAAAAAGCTGTCTACTCATATACTAATGGCGAGGTAGGAGATGCATAGATTCGTCTCTTTGCTCTCCTACTTCTTAGGTTGAAATAAGAAGTGTCCCCCCTCTCATAGATCGACTTATTTATGCCGGTTCTCTTCTGTCGAGAAATTGAAAGAGAACGAAGGATAGACTAACTAAGAATCTCAAAATCCAACTGAACATCCTGAACACAACTATCTACGAAAAATACGAAGAAGCATAAGTTAGAGCGATTGCATAGTCACACGCCATCACTCAATTTCCTTCATAATTGAAGCTCATAGTCAGCCTCAACGCTCCGCGCCTACAGGAATACAACCCATTGGTAAATTACTAGATAATGGAAATGATTCGACTAAAAATAAGGCTGAAATAGAGGTCTCTTAAGAAAAAACGACTCTCCCACCTAGTGAGTAACGTATAATGTTACGAACAAAAGGAATAGTAGAATACCAAATTGATAGGAAACGTTGAAGCATAGGCGCGCAGCGACAAAGAAGTCATGTTTGATATGAAAGGTTCGGTTGACTCCTGATACAGTAAAGATCCATGATTGATAAGCATTTTTCCAAGCATTCTTATGTTGTAAACAGACCAGCATATAAATTGGAAGCGAACAGTGAAAGGTTGTGCAATGCATCCTGGTTTACTAAAGAGTATTCTTTTTATTTTCTGAAATAGATAAAAAATGAAAAGATTCTTATCTTCTTTTTTATAATATAAACACTCCCCTCCAAGGCTTTTTGCAGCATCCTTAAAACTTCCAAGTATTTTATTAGAATTTAAAAGCTTGAATTTCGAGTTTTCCTCTATGAGTTATTTTGTGACAACAGAAGAATGCTAAAATCCGGATGATAATGCCTAAGAAGATAAGGGTTAAAAAGATTATATTTTGCTGTACATATTCTCTAAATGGACTCGCCAAAGTCAAGAATATAAGTCTCTTTACTCTCTAGATGGAGAAGTTGAGTTATGCTAAGTTGAGGAATAGATGAATGGAGAGCCGTGGGAAGACAGTGCTTTCTCCCTGGCGAAGATGGGAGTGATCGAAGCTCAAAAGCGCCGGAGTTAGGGGTCCCCTATTGTCAAAGCTGCTTATCAATGAATTAATTCTCAGAGTTGCCTTATCCTGACCGTCGAAGCGGGAGGAATATGAGTTTAACTATGTCTTAAAGAACCGAATTTTGCTGCGCCCTTACTTTACTTCTATAGTATCTATACACAAAGAACTAGAGTCTAGTTTCCTAGCTATCCTCCAGCCTACTCTCGTCAATTAGTACAACATGATCGGCAAAGAAAGAGCTCACACTTACTTTAAAAACTAGCTACTTCACGGTGTCCCTTAACACTGGCTAATTTAAGTGAACCCAGGATTTACTGAGATAGGTCTAGGTCGCAGGGGGGGGGGTCGTGTACTTTGCTATTTACATAATTGTTAAGCTTCTCGCGCATTCGTGCTTGCAGTGAAAATGCTCCTTGTAATTCGTACTTAATATATATAGTGCTCTACCTACTTAACTAAGATATATTTCTCTACCTACTTAACTAAGAAGGAGGGCCGTCATCCAGTCTTTTACGTAGAGCGGCCTAGCCTGGCTTTTCTACCGCTAAACTGATCGAATTCAGTCTCGCCAATTGTGAAAGTGCTAATCAGGTCGTACGTAATAATCTAAAGTGCTAATCAGGTCCTAATAATCTACAGAAAGAGCAGCCAAAAGCTATAGAAAAGAGGGAATACTTAATACCCTACATGCTCCCACTGTACGACATGCGGATAGAGATAAATGCGACTTTCTTTCCTGAAGAGCCTATCGAAAGCAAAGTCTCGAATTCCGCCTTGCCTATTCCTAAGCGGCGCTTTCAGGGCAATGTGGACATCCTTGCATGGAGTGCGAGCGATATGCCAGGCATTGATCCCAAGGTGAGTGATGACAAACAAGCTAGCAAAGCGTTAGCACGCCTATTCTATTCAGTAAGGGCTTCTTTTTTCTACACATTATACGTTACTCACTGGGTAAAAAATGTTGGAGTTCGTATTTCTCGAAGGTAATCGAGATCGTGAATCAGATGCGGACCTATGGTGAAGATATCTCCGAAAAAAGGGTAGCTTATAAAATTGGAGAAAAGTACGCGTATATTTTATCTGCAATTGAAGAAAGATCTGTCGACACTATAAATGAAACAAATGCTGATTTAATGTTCATCGCATGAATAGATAATTCTACAGGGGAAACTCGGTTTAAAGAAAAAGTTATTTCCTCTTTCTTTGACGTAGATGAAATACTCGTGTTGAGCCCCAACGCCTCGGATCACCTAGCAGACGACCTAAATGAAACTTTCACAACCTAAATCCAGCTTGTCGTATAAGTAGCAGTGATTCCGAGTTTGTAAGTCGATTATCAACTTGAGTATTTAGTAATAGGTTTTGCAGATTGACTTCGTGTTTTCAGATTGCAAGCGCCAGCTATAGGATTGGGTCTTCTTATCTTTTATTACAGAGTGGGACTTACTTGTCGAGGCCACCTGTCTGCTTTCTTTGACTCACGGGGGCTATTCTCAATCGGTAAAGCTGTAGACAGCATCGGATGCGCAGCGAGCTTTAATTGAGTTCTGTCCTACTGCTTTTCCTCAAGAGGAAGCATTCAAAGATCGCAGATCATCAACCTAATGAAATAGATGAAGCGTCACACCTCCACTTGCTTGAGGAACAAGAATCATAGTGAACAGGTACATCACTCGGAGAGAAACGAGCGGGGCAAGCTTCATTTCATGCACGTATTAGTGTTTCCTCCATGTTGGGTCGGCTTATATGCGCATAAAGGTAACTGCGCCACAATCAGACCCGGATCAGATGAGATACTAACTCGCTAATATTTAGATAGAGATTTTTCCAAGGACTACTTTGACTTGAGTACCTTTTCTACTGAGCTAAAGAGCTGTCCTCGAGTTCCGGTTCTTACTCAGATCTCAATCCGGATATGTTTCCAAAATTCATCCGCGAAAAAGCACGAAGCTTACCTTATGATATTCCCAAATCCACTCACTTTTCTGTGCCAATAACTCAAAAGATTGAGGCACAAAACTACTAGACGGGTTCTCTATAAACAGCAACTGGAATGCCGCTAACAACAAATAAGAAATCCCCCACCCAGTTCACCACACTATCTACTTGACGTCGAATGCCTTCATCCTTGCCACTGGCCCTCGCTTGTATTGCTCCTTTCCTTTTCGTTCACTTTTACTTCGCCACTGCTCCTCCCAAAGGGCACTAATCATCCCAAGCTCATCTATCAATAGTCTAACTCCACCAATTTAGGATAATGCTTAACCTTTGATAGAATTGAGAAACAATGAATCAAATTATCATGTTGTATAACCAAATAACATATAAAGGAAGCATTTTACTAAGCAATACAAGAGAAGACTGAATTTACCAGCAAATCGAATATGTGTTGAAGCTCATCGGAAGCATTAATATCAACCAAAGTAGGATGGATACACAATAGAACAAGGAGACAGCTTGCCTAGCATCATCAAGAGCCTCTCCAGCAGTTTCCTCACCACCACCGCTTATGGCTATTTCACGCTTTCCCGCCTTACTGAGCTAGCGAGCAAAAGATGAAATTAGATAACCTGGAGAAGACGTTGCAAGAACTGCCCTTGCCGGGGAAGAAGTAGGAAACATTGCCAGAAATATGAATTGCTAGTATGGCTGTTGATACTAAAAATCTATCGTTCCTCGCCCATTGCTCCAAATTGCTACCACTTAGGATGGTAAGGGCCAGACTAAGAATATTGGTAAGACGGAAGTAAACTCCTCGTTCTTATATGGGGTTTCTCAAGCCAATCTCTTATAGGATTTAACCAACCCAACTGCTTGTACAGAAAATTAAGTAGGAAATCAAGGGTGAAGGGCGGGTAAGGTTTTAAAACCCAATGAAGAAGAGAGATGTTACGTCTTGCCTACTTCTTTGCATACATAATGAAGAATAAGTTTGACTCTAAAACGCTTGGTCCATCTTTGCATATTAAAGATGAGCTTTAGGGTTCTTCCATTTCGATTTCATGCTGATGCTGGCATGGTAGCTTTTATTGTATGCAAACTCAGCCATAGGCATATTATACAAAACTCAGTGCGCCCTCCAATGTATTAATTGTCCGCTCAGACTGTCCGTCAGATGAACAGAACAACATTTCTATTTTGTACCAATTTCCTCATGGAAACTCTGCCAGAAGTGCGAAGTCAACCGGCTCTCTCTGAGATGATCCCTAAACCATGGTGTTTTTCTTGAAATTTATGTATCTTATCGCCCGCATATCGTTCGATTGACCCGAAAGCCTTGCGCTTTACTTTTCAAATGCACTTCTCGATAGAGGGCCGTTTACTCTATAACTCGGGTTACTCCATGTTTGGTAATTCTATCTCCTGGTTGAACTATGCTTCTAAAAAGAAAGAGGAAAGCTACTTCTCTTCTACTTCAACCGAGATTCCCCGGATTAGAGTTAGGTTCGACTTTATAACATAAGCAAATAAGAAATAAGAGCCTGGCAGTTATATTCAAAAGAAGCTATTAAAGCATTTTCTTCTAAGTGGGAGTAAGAACAAATATCGGGGAAATGAATATCCCTATTATATTAATAAGGGTATGCGAACATTTCCAATCAAGCTCTTCGCAGAAGTCATTTGGTAGTCGGTGAGTCTTAGGGGCTCACTGGATGGAATAAAACAAACCTTATTCTTTCCAATACTTATCAGAATTGAAGTGCTCAATGGGGGATTAAAACATTGGGCATTTCTACAGTTAGAATGTAGCAAGGCGCGAAGCGAAGGTGCCTTATATATACTAGCTAGGGAGGGGCTCGAATAACGAGAACACTTTTTCTGTATGAGATGTTTTCCAACTTCAACCTATAAGTTTGGCTGGATAACAGGATCCTTACCATTGCATCCAATCTTTATTGGACCATGGCATGAAGGATAAAAAGAAAAATCATTATAAAAGAGTGTGGTAGATGGATTTCGAAAGAATTCTTACTATTAGAAGAAGTGCTGCTTATACAAGTACACGGAAGGCTTTTAAAATAGAATTTTGCCTGCACTCAAAATCCTGATGCAACAGTGTTCCAAATCTATCGAAAATGTTCTTGGTTTACGTGATGAACTGTCAATTGATGCCTTGCATGAATGGAACTTCCTAATGTACCACCTGGAAACTGCTCCACAGCTCACAACGCACTCTGATCTGCTCTTATGCCGATGGACTTATATTATAAGAAAATGTGCTCTTCCAAGTAAGCTTATAACACCCGCACAAGTACCGACATTAGCATTCCTGCAATGGAACAATTTTCCTACAAATAAGTAGATAGTCTAATAAAAAATCAAGTAGTTACACCAACAAACAAATCAACATTTCTTACTGCCAAAAAGTAAGTTGAGCTTGAGCTTCTTTCTGCTTTCTTCTCCTGTTCTACAAAAGTAGCTTTCGAGATAGGTGAAAGAGTCAGTAACAAGAAAAGTACATTCACTACTTGCTGAGGAAATAAATAGTTTTCAAATTTCATTCATCAATGCTTGGTTGCTGGTGCGTTGGTTAAACCAAAGGGCATTACGGTTCGTAGTGTCCCTCATGTGTTCTTTTGCTCGTAACGGTTTATTCGATCAGCTAACTAATCGTTTATATGTACTCCACTTCTATGGCTTAATCCTCACTTGAGAAAGCCTAGTCTCATATTTTTTTCCACATTGGTAGGCGTGTCCCACCTTTCAAACTCTTAGGTCTGGGCCGAAGCCCGAATGGTAAGGAGTTCTGACACTAATCAATTAGATAGATAGAAAGCCTTATTGTTCCTATTTTGAATTTGAATCAAAAGAAAGCTCTTGGTAGTCTTGCCCACGGAGGCGTGCGCCGGGGAAATGATAGAGCGTACTACGGTAGAAGCGAATTCTTCTTACGACTCAGACTCATCTCCGGGTAATCTACCTATACGAATAAGACCCGTAGCCATGATACGATTGAGAAATCTTCTACCCAGTGAGTAACTACGGCATGTTACGAACAAAGTGTCTCTTTGATAGCAAGCCTTGTTCCTTTCTATTCCCCTCTCTTTTCTTCTTCATGAAACTCGTACCTGGATGGATTCCCCTGATTTACCAAAGAGGTGTTGCCTTATTTCCCTAGCCAGGTTTCCTATAGTAGGAATTTATTTTTATTTCATTTATCTATTTATTAGATATACAGTGTCTTATCCCATAAGGTAGTTAGTTGAGTGTTGCAAGTATGTGGGAAATAAGCGAGCTAGTAAGTTCGTGCATAATTTCGTATATAGTGAAACGCTCCGTGAATACCTTACCTGGACCTTCCCTCTTTTCGCATCTCATCTCTGGCTTAGTCTAGTCGTTACTATGCTATCTGGCTTTCCTTTCTAACTACTAACTAATGTGTATACCGAATGTGCGTGCCTTAGCTTCGGCTTTATTTAACTTTCCTGCGCAACAGGCTTCACTCAAAGCAGAACGCTCGTTCATTTACTGAGAGCAACCAAAGATAAAGTAATCTATCTCTTAAGTAGATAGAAACAGTTCGACGGGAGATTCTGCAAGCAAGCTTATGTACTCTACACATTAGGATAGGAGTTCCTCGTTAGTAGAAAAAGGACTCATACTCAAGGGCAAATGCGGTAGTTCGTTCAGCGAAAGCAAAAGTGAAGTTAACAACGTTCACCTGCGCAACAGTTAGTTGGCTTTCTCTGCGGTAGATTCCTCAAGCAAGCATCCAACAGTGCGTAACTCCTTTGCTTGCTTCCGCTGCGATTTCCTCTCTCATGGAAAGGACTAGACTGGACTTCTTCTTGCCCGGCAGTCACTACGAACTGATCCGGTGAAAGCTATCAAGCGAAGTTGGAACGAAGAGCTTTGCCCTTATTTTCTTACTTTGATTACCGGTTTCGCAATAAAAGCTTTTTTATATCAAAAGTTCGGCATGCAATCTGCTGAGGAATAAATATCATAAATAGTCAAGCCGGGTCTATAGTAATAGATCACCAATGGCATGCATCTGTTTACTTGATTACTAAATCAAACCTTCTTCTCACCTGATCCGCACAATTACACCACAGGTCAAGATCATCCCATACAGAGTAATGGGCTTCACCGCTGCGCGCCTTTTCCCTTCTAGCCTTTGACAAACCTGCGGGTAGCTTTTTAGTGACCAATTAATGGCAAATCTACGCATACAAGTGTCCACTCAGCAGATAACAGTTGCTCATAAACCAAAAGTAAGTGTTCTGCCCCTGAAAAAGGAGACTCTTTGACTTCGCCGACTTACATATTTCGAAGAGCCTTGTCCTTCGTAAGTGTAGCGTGGAAAAAATGCCCTAGATTCCACCGACCCGCCTAGCGATCAAGCTCTTGCGTCTTTAGGAAAACTCTCACTCCATTTCATGTCTCTGCCGGGTGTGGTCTCCTTCCTGTACTTTCTTTCTTCGCCGCCCAGAAAGATTGCAAGATGAATAAGGAAGATATAGATAGGTCCCTTTGCTTGGATAGAACTGCTTCCAAAACACTACAATATACTACTGGTTCGTTGAAAGCACTTCGTTCGGCGACAGAACTCTGGAGAATTTGTCTAGCTTCGCCCTTACTATTCACATCGCCCCTATGTGTTAAGCTCGACATTCCCATAGCAATATACCCAAGAAGCTCCGAGTCGTTCATTTCAATATAGCATTGACCAGGTAAGAAGACCGGCCTAAGTCTCAGCATGTTCTCGCTGCTTGAGAAAATCGGAAGATCCCGATCAAGTATGGATAGGTCGAATTGACTGACTCCAGTAGGCCTTTCATCTCTCTGGTGGGCAGAGGTAGGGGCTCTGTGCAAAGGGGATGGACGGATTTCAATCTGGTATCAGTGTAGTAAAGCAGACGGCAGCTTATTTCTTAACTGAATCATTAGGACTGACTCCTATTCAAACTAAATAAACTATTATAATATCTACTTTCCTTAGAAAAAATACACAACAGAAAGTATATGCTCATTCTTGCATTCCTTATTACACTCATTCCCTATGCCAATGCAACTACTAATGACCTAGCCTATTTCCTGTCTACCTAAGCGCCCACTCACGAATACGAAGTTGCTTATCGAGTAGAGTTTTTCTGTACCTAGCCCTACCTAGTGACAAAGCTCTATGTGTACTTTCGCTAGTCATTCTTTTCTCATTTCCTCACTCAAGAAACTCCTACTCTCCTTAGACAAAAGCAACTCCCACGGCGTAATATATTGAATTAACTGAATCAACTCACTCACTAACAGTTTGGTGAGAATCAAGTCAAAGGAAACCGTATAGAAGAAGCACTTCTTTTTCAGCAGCAGAGAGATAAAAAGCCACAACAGACATTCGTTGAAAAGCAATTACATCATACATTTACTCAGAAATCAACTCAGTCCTCAGATGAGAGTTTTCCTCAGCTAGCTTACCTCCTTGCTTGCCATGACCATCAAAGGTTTTGCCAGAACCACGTCTGAACAACGTAATCACAATGACTATCTTTATGTAGGTTGGGGCACTACGTCCTGGTTCCGCAACTGGTAAAAAAGACGAGGTTTGTGTCAACCGAGAAGGGTGCTGCAATACTTTTGGCATAAACCAGGAACCTCTAACAGTTCAACATATATGGTCCTAGAACATAGACTACTCGCCGATTACCCAGACAGCTATTTCTCGGACACCCTATAGTCAATTGATTATGGTCAAATTGCTCATCCAAATAGCGATAAAACATCGATTTGAACTGTTCCAAGGATACCAATCTCCTTCTTGGGAAGAAAAGAAATTTACAACTTGAGTAATAAAGAGGAATGAATGAAGCTTCGTGCTTTCGTTCGCCGCTTCCCTTCTCAATGCGAGACATTCTCTGGAATAAATTTCGCCTTCAACTCGCGCTTCAGATCAGGAAGAGTTTTAAGGAGAAGCTACTCTGTAAACACAATCAATTACCGTTAGCGGTATTCGATGAGGCTAGTAAGAGATTAAGAGATGAAGCCCACTACGCGGTAACGGTAAAAGATCCCTAGTCTGATAGCTTCAGTTAGTAGTTTAAAAGCTATGTTTTAAGTCTCTTTCGACACAAACAGTTAAGTTACCGTGTCCAGATTTACAAAGCAGTCATAGGTAGCAAGACAGAGAGTAGGATTACCAGTCCCCCTTGCTTCTTTCATAGGTAGGGAACTTGCAATTTCATCTTCAGTTTCCAAGTTTTCAGTGCCTTTTTCTTATAGTATACAAAATAGGATTATGGATTTCTCTTCATTTCGTTCAATTTATCCCCTTGCTTTTCAACGTATATATATTAACCCGCCTTGTTGACCTATTTATTCTACAATTCACATGACTCATTGAAACCAACTTGCTCCTTCCTACATTTGCTCTCTACAGCAGTTATCCTTTATAATGATTTCTTTTTGGTCGCTACTCTCCTAACCGACGAGTCGGAGAGGATACGAATGTCCATTCACCCTACCACCCATCTTCCTTATAGCTTCCTTGATCAACGACGAGTCAAGATCCCGGAAAAGATCTCAGGGAGTACAATACACTTTATATTCACGTCTTGAATAATGAGGCTTTTCGTTCAGTGAGCAACTACTAATGTTGCGAACTCACTTCTTGCCCAAGCTCTTTCACTTCTATCACTTACTTTAAATACTGGTACGAAGAGATTGAAGGCGACCCACCAATATCATATATAGACAAGTGGAATGCACAAAGGAACTGAGCTTCACTTGACTTCACAGTCTATTGATCGAAGTAATGCTGTGGTTGGTTTTTATCATCAACTAGTGTCTTGTTTTGCATTTCATTTTTTTCGTAGTCAATAGTGTCTGTAAATAAGTTTGTAGTTTTCCACATATGTTGAATATTTCCTTTTTCTCTTGATTTCATTATATCATATATAGTGTGTATTTTCTTTTCGTCTGGTAGAAACGAACCGGGATCGAACCGGAGAAGTAGGGAGACCTTGCTTCCAAGCCGCTTCTTTTTTTTACCTGGTTCGACACTTTCGTGTCTACATCCAGGGAAGGATGCCGCCGTAGCTACGCCTTCGGATTTTTTTTGTACTTTTCGAAATTTATTCTTAGGTGTCGGAGCAACTTTTGAAAGTTAAAGCTCCCATTTCCATCCCTTTTTTCGCTCTCGAAAAGCTCCCTCAAGATTGAAAGTTTTTCTTTTTCGTAGTTTTTTTCTTGTTCCTTTACCACATGCCGACAAATAAACGTAACAAATATATCTTTAAGTATCTCGGGGTTGCCGCACTCAGGGCAATTTGCGTCTTTCCAGATTTTGAAATAACGATTAACATAGGCCCGTGCAAGCTGATCCGCCCGAAGAATCGCTTCATAGCTGTCGTCTGGGTCAACTGAGGGATCCTCTGATAAAAAATCCGTAATCGAGGAATCATTTTTGTACAGTGTGAAATCTTCATTTAACTCCGCTTCTTTTTCGCGGATTAGTTCCCATAAAATTTGCATAGCAGAAACCGGCTTTTGCGCTTCTGTCGAACACTGCCCCTCTTCCCAGGTGCTGCGAGGCGCATCACTCGGCGAACCTTGTTCGGCCTCTACCAAATGAGGAAACGGTGGGATATCAAAGGCATCGTTGTCCTCGTCAATGGAAGGGATATCCAGGAGGGGGGGTAAAGCTGGCCAAGGACTGCCCGGGTTTTCCCCATGTCCATCCATTTTCGAGATCGTGCCTTTTTCTTCCTCCTTTGATTCGGGTTGTTCTACTTTTTCGGAACTTCCAACGCCCCCCATTTCTAAGGGTGCTGATAACCCAAAGAATTCCTTAAATAAGGTTTTTAACCCAGATAAAAGGAGGATAATCCAAGAAAAAAAACAAAGGGAAAGCTCCCTTGCAACTTGCTTGAAAAAGCAGGGGCTTTCTGGGGTTAGACCCACAACCAAAAAACACGTAATGATAAAAACCATGACTCCCGACAGAATAAGAAAATTATATTTTTTTCCAGGGGTTGGGGTTCGTGAGTAGAACCTCTTTCCCAGGTTTTTGAAAGATCTGTTTTTTGGCGTTTTCGTAACAAGATTGGAAAAACGATCAATGTTTTTTCTTGCAATATTGGCTGGCATTTGAGAAGTTTTTCGAGACAGGATTCTCATTTTTTTTCACGCTTTTATTTCATTTTACTTTTAAAACACACTGATTTCTTAGTTGATTCCTTAACAAAACAGAACTATCCCGCAATGCATTCTTTTCATTCCTTATTTTTGATTCAATAACCAAACGATCCAGTGTTAAGCATAGATCAAAAGTGACTTGTTATTCTACTATATGTTCAGCGTACTGAATCCAACGAGTTCTCTTAGGCGAATCGGGTTACCGGCCACTACGGACCCATTTCGGGACGCTACTGTAGAGCACTTTGGGGCGAAGCTTTTTCAATGAACAAGTTAGAAACCATTATCTGATTCCACTGTTTAATATACTACACTATATATGATAAAAGTCAAATCGAGAATCCTTCTTCAAGACACTATTTATGAGTTTCATTAAATTATCAAAACTAACACTATTTACGACAAAATGAAAAGAGTAGTTCCTTTCTTCTATTCGGCGGATTCTATGGTCCTTGACCGAGAAAGCTAATCAACGGATGCGTCTCAGGAATCGAGTAGTGGTCTCGGATCAAGTAAAGTAGGTGAATCCGGTCAAGGATATTGGCTTTGACCTTATATTAGTATTAGTTGACCCGCCAAGACACACTTACCCAAGATTAGTCTTTGACGTTCTCTCTTATTAGTTGACCTGACACAACGGAGAAGCTTGAAGAACTAGTCGAATCCTTGTCCAGCTTACAAAGCCCAGCCAGAGAACCATCATTACCTGCCTTTCCAACTGCTACGGGTCCGCGACTCTCTAGCACCCAGTCGTAGGGTACTACTTTCGTTCCTGCCTGATCAACTAGTAATTCTATTTCTTTCACTAGCTATAGCACTGGATACTTTCTTGCTTGGTACACCAAGTCCATAAGTAGGAAGCGGCCCAATGCTATGTCGTAAGAGGACAGTTTAGTGTTAAGCATATAGCTAGCTAGACGGATTGAACTTAACCACAGCTTTGTCTTAACCACTGCATCTAAGAGCAAAAATGGTTCTGTAGGATTCGTTCATATATGATCTTTCTTGAGTACATAAGATTCTGGGTCTCGCAGCCTGCGTTCAATAGCAAAAAGCAAGCTCAATAGCGCAGTAGTGGGGCCCAACTTATTATTTAGGGGCATCTGGTATATATTTCCCCCTGCTAGGTAGGCCTTAACCTCTTTTGGCCGGGAGGGTAGGCGCGCAGCGAAGTCATTTCACGAGGCTAGGCTTGAAACTCTTGTCACTCGGCTAGGCCAACTAGGCATTCTCTTCGTTCTATTCAGGACAGACGAACCTACAAGGGATTGAAAGCAGTAGTGGCGCTTCAACAAGCAAGGTCCACAGCGCATTAGAAACAGGGCAAGCTAATAAGTAGGTAGGGTGGGAGCAGCTAACTTGAAAACGGAGCTAACTATGCATTCCACGGATGCAAGAGCCAGAATGAACTGGGGCTGGCTTTTCTGTAACTAGTCCTTCCTGCTGCCCAACATTCTACTATTCGTTCCAACTCTTCGTTCCACGGAGCTAGGAATCAGTCCTGCAAAAAGAAGAGATGCACTTCCGGCTGCCTGATAGAGGCATTGATACACATACATATGATACCGGTATATCAGAACTATGAATCCACCATATGTGTGGTGAGACAGACCAACGCGGCCTTTTTCTTTCACGTTTTGCCTTAGTCACAATAGTTGTCATGAACCCCTGTTGGAATCCCATATCTATATGAGCAGAGCATAGAGTCTTTGAACTTGTCTATAATTGGCGCGGAGCGTTGGCCTTACTCCATTAAATTACTATTTGCTCTCGCTTGCTTTGGCTATAGGGGGCAGGCTGCCATCATGGTTGGTTGGACTTAGCCAGTTCATTGCAAGTACATTCTTTCTATACATATGATACTTACATATCGAAATTGCACTTTTGTCACTATGCTCTATAGGGGGATCCACTTATTACTTACTTGTTTTTAGACTACTTGCCTGTAGTCTCTACTCGCATATAGTCAGTGAACTTGTCCTATCAACGACAAGTGGAATGCAATCATGGCTTCTTTTTCATGCAGTGATTTCATGAGGGAAATGCAGTGAAATGAATGCCCGGATGCCTTTAGAAAGCCGGTGCGCGTTAGGCGCATCCCTTTGATTGCTGGGGAATAATCCCAACTGTTTAATCTCGTGCAGCAGGAAGCATCCGAGTTAGATTGTAACCATTTAGCTTCGATCTGGCCGCCTACCGGAATAGTGTCTAGCGCTTCGACCCCTTTCCTGGTCTCTGAGATTGTGCCCGTGGCTATAGGCAGTCCCCCATGTGAGTTTATAATGTGTAAGAAAAAGCTTTTAGAGAGTTAGTAAAACGGATAATGAGCGAACAACTCCGGCCGGTTACAACTTTTCTATCTGAGTTAGATTCTAAGCAAGCGGGTTCTACTACGAAGCAAGAATTTTCATAAAGCCGTAGGGAGGCCCAAGAAAATGCAGAAATCCAGCGCCACGAGTAAGCTAAATACGAGTGGGATTCGACAGAGGCCGGATTACCAGATAGATGAAGCGAATAGCGAAGGAAGCGGATGTGATTTATGGGCTTCGGGCTTATTTGAAAAGCTTCTTGAATTGACGAGTGAGAAAAAACACCAAGAATTGAAAAGCTTATGCCGGGTGCTTTGATCATTCTTGTTGTTGATATTTGCATTAGACTTTCTTTTTTCTTTTCCTACCATATTGTGAAATGAAAACAAGCGCTGTAAATAATACGAAAACCGATTAATGAAGACGAGGAAAAGCTACTCGTATAGAGAGAGTTGTTTTAATTGCATCACTTTTTCTTGTTCCCTGTGCACCAATACCAGCCCAGCAATTAGGAGGAGTTAATTCATAGAGTTTGTTCGAGGGCGGGTGCTATTGCAATGTTACTCTTAAGATGCGGCAGGTTTACTTATATTGGGCGAGCTACCCAGGGAGGGACACCTGCTATGATAGATGAAGTAAGTAGTAAGAGCAGAAGGAGAAGGAAAGAGCCGGGGGGCACCTACCTACTTTCTTTGTATAACTTCGAATGCTTAAGAATATAGAAGAAGAACTTCAATGCAAAAGTAAGAAAGAGGAGTAAAAAGTTCAAGTAGAAATAAATGCCCGGGTCAGACACGGCTTCATTGAAGCAGAAGGCTGCGGAAACAAGGTGGTAAGGGTTTTATTTATTCTTCAACAAGGGCTCGGTCCTAGGCAGAAGAAGGCATAAGCTGACCGAAAATAAGTTCCTTCTTTATTAAGAGTAGTATGAGTATGACCCTATTCCTTACTTCAGCTCACCAATCTTGCTCTCCTCATCTCGCTGACGACCTCCGCTTTCGCTAAAAAAGTTTTTCCCGCCCACTAGTAAGTGGGCATCAGTTGTCCGCTTTAACTCAAATTTATAAGAAACTGCTATACGGAAAAGGAGGGAACCAAGAAGATGGTAACTACCCGCTTCTCAAAAGTCTGTCCTATATAGGGTAGGGGCCGGCTATAAAGACCATATTACAGAAAAAGCTGGTCCTTGTACGAGTATGAAAAAAAAAAGTAATAAATGTAATTTCCCTCATCACAAGAAGAGTGGGATTTCCGGATTTATTTACCCAGTTATGCTTTTTATGCAAAATGTGTCCTCATTTTAGTATGAAACGGACGTATACTTCCTACTCATAAGGAGTCTACTGAAAAGGTGACTCTTGATTAAATTCATCTGCACCGCTATAAGTGCCAAATCTCGAGAAGTGCGCTTATCTAAATATATTAAGTTAGGTGCTTGTTATTCTTATCTGGTTTTTATATATGCTGCCACACAAGCAGTAGGACTTCTAATCTTTTCCTATAAAGGCAGTTCCGAATTAGCTCCAGGTTCGGGGGCAGGTTCAGCCAGCGTAGAAAGTCCCAACTCAGTATTACCCCGTGGTGAGAAAGGGTTGATGGTGCTGGTGTCCGGGCTGCAGATCAGTTCTTTCGCATTTCCTTGTTTATGAAAGAAAGGGTCATATTGAGGTCAAGGTAAAGTTGAGAGCAGCTAGACATTCATTGATAGTTGTTGGCAGAAGCACCCATTGGGTTTAGTTTTCCAAAAGTCCATCAATCCGTTCCAGTGGAAAAGTCTATATCCTCTTGGTACACGACAACTCCTAGTCCTCAATTCTAGCTTTAATGGAGGGGCAGGTGATTGCTTGAGAGCAAAACAATACAGTCTTTTAAAGAAATTGACTTCTTCTTTCTGCTTTTACACCAACTCCGGCAATGGTTGGCTTAAGAAATAGAGAGAAGCAGAACCCGTAGAAGTTAGAGTCACTGACATATAGAAAGCTAATATTTCTGTAGAAGCAAATCCAATCATTCCACAGTTGATGAGCTCTTGCTTTAAACCTAATAGTTTCATCCAAGCTAAACGAAACAATATAGGCCTATTATATGCTCGAGTATCCCGGTGTGATCTCTGATGTACTATACCTAAACCTCCATTATGGCCTATCAGACGCATGATTAGCTCGGTTTACTAGATCTTGAGGTCTTTATATATAGATAGAGACAAGGTGAAGCTTAAGTCCATCCATAGGCAGAATCTGATGCTTCTTCCCCAGATCTTCTTTCTTATGGATGGGGTACCCTTGGTGGGCTCTTCGCTCTATCAACAGCTACTTAAGCAATTTGGATATTGCCTTATTCTTTAAACTCTTCAACTACACTACACCACTACAAGAATAGATAGTGAGAAGGAGGAATTTCACTTTGATCAATCCGTAACTTAAGTCAAAACTCACTAACGCTTATCTAGTCGCTCATTCTCTAAAAAACGCCAAAATCTCCTTAAAGAGTTTGTTTACCCAATCTGTCTTCTCTTTGGTCATGGTTAATAATCCGAAGATTGAGGGAAGAGATAACAAAAGAAGTTTAGCTTGGGATAAGAGAAGCAGCAAGGCCATAGAGCAACTACTTGACCCTCGCAGAAGGTCCTATCTACGTCACTTTTTTGAGTGTCCGCGCGTGAAAAGCTGCTTCAACTTCTTCTAGTCGGCTCGCTGGGTCGGCTTACCACCCCGAACCCCTCACTTGATTATGCCCTTGCACAGAACTCATGGCTGCAGTAAAAGCTTGCTGATATCACATCTAATGAATTCTATGCCGGGAGTAGGAGTGTTGCATATAGGTGATTCCTACTTTTTGTACTTTGAAAAGAGTCTTTCTTAGGCAAATTTCCAAGTAGGACTTTTTTCCCGGGATTCCTACTTTTTTCTCATTTGGTGTTGGGTGCTACGAGGGAAATTTCCAAGTAGGACGTTTTTCACGGGGTTTATTACTTTCTGACCCAACTTCCAATGCTCCGCTTAGGGGAAAAGGGGAGTAGGACGTTTTTCACGGGTTTTCCTACTTTTTCCACTCATTGACATTATGGTCGAATGCTAGTTGTTTTTCTCGGTTGCGATTTCTACACCAGCAGCCCCGTAATGTACTACTGGAAATGGACCTCCTTCAAGATGCTCCCCGTTCTCTGGTCCGACCGAAACAGCGTCCAGTAGGCAGAGGAAGGGTCTGCTGCTTCGAGCACCCTCGACCATTGACTAAAATGCCCCATCTCCATGGCCAGTGGGAAGAAGTAAGAAGGGCGTTTTGCGTGCTTGATAGTTGTAAGGAATAAGAACCAACCCCACTTGCATTACATAAAGTAGCCCACTTAGTGACATAGCCGGAATCGTGATATACACACCGCTTTCGTTTATTAAAATCGCAATAGTATGACCTGCAAAGAGCAAAATCAATAGTTACTCTCTTGCGGACTAAACCCTTTCCTGTGAACGAAGAAATGCTGGATTTTCTTGAAGGTATAGGTGTCCAGTCGGGGAACATAGGATTTCAAGCATCTACGGCTCCAGCTTATTTTCATACTTCTCGTCTTTTCATACCTATCGGATCATACATAGCGTAGGGCGAAGGAAGAATTTACGTCTTTCCGGTGACGATCGCACATGAATGATATAGCGCCATTATTCTTATTAAGGACTCCCGCTTTACCCTACTTGAGCATTTCTTGGTTCTTGCATTATTGCACGTATAAAAAGGCGAGCCCACTTACGTACGTTACACTCCCTGGCATTAATAAGGCTGCCTAGTTTCTCAACTTATTAGATAGCTCATAAGGAAGGTGTCTTCTTTGAAGTATAGGAGAGTCGCTCACTCAACTCACTCACTCAGTAGCAGCATTCACTAATAAGGCCTCATAAGGTCGGCTTGACTTAGCTCACTCTGGGTTCACTACTCAAAGCAAACTCCGGGCCCATCCATTTCAATAGGAAGATGCAGATTAGAAGTACACGCAAATCCCGAACTGTACACTGTGGGGAGCAGAACTGTATAAGTAAAGGAGAAGTAGAAAGCGAGCTGGCTCACTAACTAGCCAATTCCCCAAGGGAACGCAGGAGTTGGAAAGAAGGTCAAGTAAAAGAAGTAGGAGTCCCCTTTGGATACGAGTCCTACCATGGGATTCCTTACGTGTATATTAACGCAGGCTCAGAGGAGAGATCTGTGCCCGGATCATAGGAAGAGTATACAGCTTAGTCTCTGGTTTTTCATGCTTCCTTTAATAACAGTAGTTTTTCATGCTTCCTTTCATAAAGAAATATACTAATGGACTGAGAAACAGTACTTTTAGAGTAAAGACGCAGTTTCATTATATATGAAAATTCGTCACGATCGACCGAAGTGAGTGGAACATAAGTATAACGAGCCCAAGGGTAAGGACAGTGAGACGAGCCAGAAAGCAGAGTAGTGAAATGCGCCAGAAAGCAGAGTAGTTCTGGTGTAAGAAAAACGCATCTGCGAGCCTCTTCTGGAACCGGTCAAAGCAAGACAGAAGAAGATGTTTGAAAATGAGTAGCTGAGACTTTGAAGTGGTGCAGCAGGATAGCTATTGCCTAAGAACCGAAGAAGAGAAGGCACTTTCTGCCATTACGTACTTTTCCTTTTACTTTATCTACCCTTCTTCTCTTTCTTTCTTGTCTATCGAATTCTTTCTATTCTAATCTGGGGACCTAATTAGCGTTGCATTCGGTAGTGACCTAGTTTCTTTGATCAAAAAAGACCTAGGCATCTTTATTCATAGACAATCTGTCAAGAAGACCTTCCCATAATATAAGGTTATGTTCCTACTGCTTTTTTCCTTCACACCGGAGTCTTCATATTCATAGAGCCAACACCATTCTACTTGCATTTCCCTAGGAAAGAATTTTATAAAGAAAGATATGGCTCCTCGTCGACAGTGGATTGCCCAAATACAAATACGAGATCCAATTTTCATAATTACGAGCATACAGAAAAATCGCCAATGAATTTCTTGCCACACGTAGCGAAACACGAATAGAGCGCTATTAAGACAATTGGGAAAGATCTAATCAAGGGTAGCCTTAGAAAAGGAGTGAGTTCCACCCTCTTTGTAGTCATCCCGATAGTTATCGTATTGGATACCTATTTGTCCTCTGCCTATTCAATAGAGACAAAGAGTTATCCTCTAATAGCCAACCCTGCGGATCGGCCCCGTTTCTAATATTCCTATCGATCCAATTTAAAGAGAACCCTATTCATCTTAAATAATGCATTTCATTGCGCAAATCATCTCGAATGCCCCTAACATAGATATGGTTATCTGTCAAAGTGGCTCTATTCTTAGCAGGATACATCAGTTAAAACGTCAAGTACGAGTCGATCCTAGAAATTCATAGTTCTATTACCAACTCATTATTGCCTGTCTTTAACGTAATTACGTCGTCCCGAGTGAGCATTTACCTCGTGTAAAGTAAAGATTAACCATTTCAAGATTGCCCATTTACTCAAGCCACAAGAAAGCTGCAATTTCTAGTTTTGGCGGTGGAAACCTTCACCAAATGAGTATATTCTACTTTGTAAGGTTCCTGGTTGTTTATCTCCTTTCAATAATTTGTATTTTTAGAGATTTCTGTTTGATCTTTCGCTTTCATCAATATACAGAAATTCCAATGCTAAATGAGAGCTTTCATAGTTCTATTTCTTCCTCCAATTCTATGAAAGAAAAAGTACACACACTCCGCTAAGAGTAGGCTAAGACCAAGCCAGTCAAATCTTTATGGCTTCCCTCAGACAATAATATTCTCAACAAGATAAGATGCTACACTAAGATTAGTAAGACAATGCTCTAAGTGCTAATCAAAACTCGGATTCACAAAGAAAAGGCTAGGAATTGAAAGAGCCAAAGACTCCAAGGAGATAGAGGAACGAACCCAAAAATCGGGAATTATAGTAGAGTTTCATATCCAGGAGATGCACTCGGCTTTAATTAATACCAGTTGGTTGAAGAATGAGGTTAATTTACAAGTAGAGCAAGCGTGAAAATCCTTCCGCTGATGAAAGTGGGAAATCAAGAAAAGGGGTAGTAAATCTATTTATTCTCGGAAAGAAGGTTAGCCTGAAGCCGAGCAGGGCAGAGTACCAACCCCCTCAACAACAACCTTCCTATGTGCAGCTGTGATTGAAAGCCCTCCATTCTGCCCTTTAAGGCAGGTTTCTCAAAGTGAATGTGGGAGGCCCTACCATCAGGAACTTTAATTACTATTTTGCCCTTATTATATATCTTTCAAGCTTATAAGTGAAACGACTTTGACCTTACTATAAGAACCAACGTTGGCCGGGCGGCAAGTTCAACTCTGGCCTTATTCCTTCAAGTATATAGTTAGCCGTCTCTCCTATGCCCACGACTAGGAGCACTAGTCGAGAGGGGGAGAATGAGCCAAGTAGGTCTGAAAAGCCAGGGGGAGCTGAGGTCGTTGACACTCCTCCGGTCAAAGTCCCGGGTAGTACGGGAAAGAGGATGCATGCATTGACTCACCTACCTGATTGGAGTTCAAGCCTGTGAAGCTAGCGAACCATAGAACGAGTGGCGTGATTAGCTAGTGTAGGCATGCTTTCCATTTGCATCTTCCTTATCCGACCTACCTACCTTTTTTTTATCTTTTGGTCCCAAAAGCGGTTCCTGCGATAGAGGACTCAAAGAAGTGCGCCAGGAGAAGAAGTGGGTTGATCGTTCTCAGAAGCTGCCAGTATTGAATGATGCTCACAAAGTCTGAAAGAGTGGGAATCTTTGGAAGGTCTGGTCAAAGATCCAGTGAAGGAGTCCGGGTAAACAACGGGAAACATTTGTTGAGTGACCCCGCTAAATGAGGCTCCGCATCTCCGTTTCCATCTGGAATTTGGCAATCCTTATGCTTCTGGGTAATGAAATCGCAGAATTTCGATCTGCAAGGCGAGCCATACCATATAGCATGATAGACTGTACCATAAGAACCTGCACAGAAAGAGTGAAATGAAGGAATTTCTCAAATTTTGGTAAACTGCACAAGTGAAGAAAACTTGGGCTAATTGGGTGAAATCAGGAAATAGGAAGCTGAAGCACACAGATGAGGATGTTTTCTACGATTACTTCCAATTTTTGGATGTGCACTGCTGATCTTCCGGACGTATCTTCCCTTGTAGAAATCGTCAGCTGTTTCAATCTTCCGCCTTTACTCTCAATAGGCGTCTAGCCCGGACTCTCAATAGAATGACTTTCTATCATAAAGGGTCCGCTGGGGAAAGGAATAGAAATTGGCTCTCACTGATCTCCTGGCTTGAGGACAGGGTTTTTAAGTTCATCAGGAATAGCCGGGAAAGAAAGGAATACTTCTCGCCGACACCGGAACTCAAAAATCATTGAATAAATAAGAGAGGGGAATAGTTAGCTACTCAGGACAGAGATTCAGCTTAGTGAAAAGATAACTACTTATAGATAATAAATCTTGAAACTAGTAAAATACGTAGATATACGAGTTAAAGGAGGAAGAGTTCTTTTTGCAAGAAAGATTTTCTATTCAGGCGGCATGCTATGGTCATCTCCTGAACTTTAGGAGTTGGCTGGACTAAACTTATAGAGAGCTGGGGCGGAAGGGAAAAATCGTCCCCGTTCTTGGAGAATCCGAAAGTTCTTGGTCTAGTGGTATCGTTGTCCGAGGAGGGATGGGTGCGCTATCAGATACCAGCGAACCGATGGAGAATCCGAATAACAGCTTCGCCCATTATTTAGAAGATGCTAGAGAAAGTAAGTGATGGACATTTAGATGCTCAACTTTCTTTCATCACAAGGCTAACACAGTGCGTTGCCGTGCTCTTCTCGGCCCCTGGATAGCGACTTTTCAGTTCACTGGCCACTTGAGGAGCCCCAATTGGTTAGGAGCCTTGTTGCTTCAATATGCGAAAATAACGCGCCCCGACCATTGCCTTTGCTGAACATAAAGCATCTCAGTTCGAGCACCGCTTGGGCAGCCGTTAAAATAATACTTCGCTATCTTAAAGGGAATCTCACTCAATGAAGGTTGGGGGGGCCCCATCCTACTCGCATCTACCATAGGCAACTCTAGGGCAGGGCTTTTCACCTATCACTTGATAATCTGACCCCACAACCAGAACTCGTACTATTCTAAGAGTTTCGCTCGGTAGATAGCCGAGCCGGGGACGAATCCCAAGCAATGAGACCAAGAGAATGCAGAATGTCTACTAAAGAGATCTCCCAAGTGAGAAGTTAAGAAGTGCATGCAGGGGACCTGGTTGAAGCTTTGCCTTGTTTCTTTTATTCAAAAAGTATGCTCGCAAGGTATGAACGTATGCGAGTGAGTAGTAAGCTGATTTACCTTGGAAAACCCCTTTCAAAGTAGCTTGGGTCCTGGCAAGAGTAGATAGGAGGAGTCTTCCTCTTCTTCCCCTTCTATGTCTTAGTATAATGGAAACATCGTTGTTAGTAATCCATTCATATACGGAAAACCCACTTTCGAGAGAAGTATTCCTTCTGCTCGATAAGTAAGTGCTCGATAAGCAAAAGAGTCCGTTCATCAAGTCCCTCCAGTTCTTTTATATGTTCCGGTTTGGTGTCAATCCATATTCCATCTTCATTGCGGATACGCACCCTTTTGACTGATGGAGGTCCGCCTAGTATATACTAGACTTCGCGCTTTAGAATAGCCTGACTCTTCTTATAAGCACAGAATGGATTAGTGAAAACGGCGGGTCTTCTTCTGATTGAGATCCTTATATTGTGAGAAATACCATTTTATGTCCACATGGGTGGGGCTTAGTTGCTCCTTTGTTCACCAAAACCTCACTCCCCGAGGTATTAAACAATAGCTTTTAGGAGCTAGGAAAATGCCCTCTCGCACCCACATACCAAATTCATCTGGAGATATATACTCCGAAGGAAGCGCACTTCCAAAAACCACCGAGTCTGTATCCGTGTAGAAACAATCATATCCTTTTATGAAAGGGTGCATCTGTACGCGTGCTGCGGCTTTAATGGCAGCTGCCATTTAGCGCCTACACGAGGAATCCAATTGCTCGCAGATTGATTATTATAAGACCAGTATTCACATAGATAGAGTTTCGAAGATAAGAGATCTGCTGAAAGAAATCCATCTCTTCTCATAAGATGCTCGTCTCGATCGTATTCACATATTTATGTTACACTACTCCTTGTAGCTGCGCCATTTGAGCTCTAATCTCGTCGATTGTCATGTCTAATGAGTTCTTTGATCCAGCCATGGCACCTTGCTTGACTTTACGATTCTGCTATGGGTTCTTGTCAGACCACGGAACTGAGCAGATTTCACCATAAATAGTTGTTAGCGAACTTCCTTCATGTTAGGCTCATCTGCTGGTGGAAGCTTTGGTACGAACGGTACTGGTTGATTGAATTACTCCCCCTGCTCTTAGGCTTGCTGGGTCTGCCCTCTGTCTTTTCATGGTCGGCCACAATCGCATTGAAATATAAAATTACGCGCAAGAACTCCTTGATGAGCTGGTGCGGTCCTGTCAGAGAGCGAAACTTGATAAAAGCATGCTAAAGGAGGACCTACGCATAAAACAAGCTGCAGCCTTAGTAGTAAAACTCGAATACAAAGAGTACGAGCAAAGGAAGCAAATAGGACTCACTCGGATAGGTTGAAATCCGCATTCACCCGCAGAGGGTGTCTTTATTCTCTCTCTCACAGAACTTATTACAGTCAGACCACCAACGAGGGTCCGCCGGCTGTTAAAGAAGCATTCGCTCCAAAGCAAGAGTATTCTGGGGCTACTCTTTATCAACACATGAAAAAAGGAACCTCTTTTATTGCTTCCCGCCCGCCCTAATGATCTATCCAACTGTGCTCAATTATACATGTCACCAAAGGGGGATATACACGAAAGGGAAAGAAGGCTGTCAACTGTAGCATGTAATTAATAATATGCGGTCGAAAAAGAATGTTCCTCCTCAGGACACGCACCCATACCTTCCCACTGCATCTCTATATTTTAGGGTCCCATGGATAGCTAAGTTATGAATGACCACTCTAAGCATTCAGTTTCCTCCCACACTACATTTGCGGTTCACTTCTAGGCACTCTCGATTAACAGAAAAAGGGTATGGTTGAACCCCGGTCCACAGGCTCTCGATCTTTATCTAGAAGGTGTAAAGTAAACTTATTCAAATTCGCCCAAGCGCCAGGCTAAAGCTGGCACAAGGGAGAATGGGACCACTGGGGCTGCTATAAAAGGAACAGAGATTGGCTCCAAGCGAAAGAAGTGAAGGCCTGGATAGAAGAGTTTGCAATCTTATACTAAGACTTCTCCAATACAGAAGTATATAGAATAGAGCAAGCAATAGTTTAGGAGTAAAGTACCGATAAGCAAGCAAAAGTTAGGTCACGTGAAAAGGTAAGTTACTAGGTCTAAGTTTTTTCAGTAAGTCAGTCACAAAGGAATCTACATATTTTTAAGGTGAAGTCACAGGTAAGCAAGGCCCAATACAGAGTTGGAAACGCAGGTGAGTAGGCATATGCTAACTAAGCTGGGCATACTTGTATTAGGAATAGGAATTTTATTAATAAATACGCATATGAATAGTTCTTTTGGTCACAACCGACTACCACATCATCGGAGTTTCAGTGGACACATCTGCATAAGGAGCATAAACTATTTCGATCTACCTGGGGACTGCTGCTAATAAGGATAAAAATTGGCGCGAAGCTATGTCTCGTGAGATTGAAGCTCTCACCACCAACCAATGCCACCAGGGCACTTGTACCTCCGGATCCTAAATAAAACCTCATTGGCTTTCAATGGGCCTTCAAGTTGAACCGCCGGTCTGATGGCTCTGTTGAGCGGCGGCACAAAGCCAGGTTATTGGCTACGGGGTTTGCACAGGAAGCTGAATACTTATTTTCTACAGGCTCATTGGATTGAATTGTACCGCGTAATCTTTTCAAAGGTGTTCAATGTCAAATCTGTTTTAAGTTTAACCACACTGCTCTTAAATGTTGGCATCATTTTTATCAAGCTTATTCTTCCGACCAGCTGCCTCAGTCATTTGCTGCAATGACTTGACACGATCCTGTTGACAACTCGTGGTATCCCGCCCGATACGGGTGCTTCTTATAATATGACACCTAATGCAGGTATGCTTTTGCAGTCAGGCCCGAAAGGAGAAATTCTGTATTGGCGACGGAGATTTGCTCTATATTTCTCATACTGGTGAAGCGTTGTTTGCATCAGCAAACTCGTCCTTTCATCTTATTGCGCATAATTCCATAAAGGCGAAGTGGCGCCCTGGGAGCAAGCTTTTATTCGCAAACCAAGAAAGAGACTTGCTTTTTAGTTCCGGACTAGAAATAGAGTCGAATTGGCTATGCTTATTCACCATAGTTGCTGCCCTTATAGCCTAGTGGTAAGGCCGCACTTTAGCGACTTCAATATCCGGAATAGAGCTAGGGAGAAGAGAGGTGTTGACACGAGATATGCTAGGGCAATCACTTATAGGCATTCAAGGTACGGGATAGGTGTAACGCTGTATGCTAGATAGGTTTTTTTTAAGTCAAGGTTGTTCTACAAAGGCTAGCACATGCGTATTTTATATGCGAGATACGTATAAGCATGCATGGAAAGGAATTCAATGAAAATGTGCATCAGCCGCACTGTGTGCGAAGAATTGCTATAAGATAGGGATAGGTAGTAGTGATAGATAGGTTAAGTTAAGGGGATTCTAAATATTTATGCACAAGATCAAGGCACGGTTAGGGAGTATAAGACGAAGCTCTACGTATAGAATGATTCACTGGGCCTTTCAGGGAGACGCGTAGGCATGCATGTTTTTCAAGGAGTAGTGGTATTGTCTGTTACGAGCGCCGATCGATAGCGACTATTTAGATCCTGCAAACGCAAAGCATGTTGACTATCTATGAACGAGGCGAAAGAAAGAATGCATCTGGCACCTTCGCTTTGCGAAGCTACTGTATAATGCTCGCTTCGGTAGAAGGACATATTAAATAGGAAAACGGTTAAGCACGTGGGCGCGGGCAGGCATTCAAGAAAAAGAAGAAGCCATGGTGATGACATCCTACTGTTTGATCTATCATATGGATTGTGCCACTTCTCAAACTTGGCTTTATTGGAATGTTATTTCCTATGAAACTTCTGAAACGTGTAGTAGCTTCTCCTCGTTCGGTCTGGGAGAACCTTTTTTATAGAGAGGGCTTGATTCACTGGATTGTCTTATGTTTTTAAGATTCAGGCTTTTTCCTCCTGTACGGGTACTACTTACGTTACGAAACCAATTAGCTCGTTAATTAATGCGCCGCACCTCTATATCGAAATAAAAAACAAAGGCCCAACACTTTCTTGTATTTCTTGTTAAGAACGCTCGATCTTTCGTAAAGGAAAAGGCCTTATCGGATCATATGCTGCGTTCTTACTTTTCAGGTCAACAGAGATTCCATTCCAAATATTAGGTGGAAAAAAGCACCCACGCTTTGTTATTTCATGTGTCCTCGATATGAGTGGCTCGAGCGAGCGCCTAGTTAAATGAAAGGCTCGTTCAATCACGAGCTTCTTTATTTGTTAGGGACAGAGTGAACTCACTTATTTCTCGTCTTTAGATCTTGTGGCCCTACTAGCTATCTTGAAACAATAAGAAATCAAATAGACTTATCTGTGGAGTTGGTTTTGGTACTTCCCAACCAAGGGGCGAGACCTATGGACTCCAGGGCGTAGATAACATGGATGACATGGTAAGAAGAAAAGCATTTCCCAGGCTCGAGGTAATATAAATAAGATATCTCTTAACTTACTTAAGCTTTCGAACATATATTACTGGCCTATAACTAAGGTTGACCGATACCCTCATTAGGGAGCTTAGGCCCTCACCTCCGAGGACAGGATAGTCAGCAACGGGTTACACCGAGATCAATCTAGAACAACTCACTTAACACTATACTATACACTGGGCGGGCTCGATTTGACACTTATCACTACGAATATTCAGCTATACCGGGTTGCGCTAAGAGAATCTCAGCTAGATTACTAGGCTACCCTGGATTACTGATTCTACTGCTACTGATCTGAATTTGTGCCCCACCTAGGCTCATTGCTAGGCTTACTTACGAGTCCACTAATAATGTTTGGTACTATGAACTATCATACACTTCATACTATACATAGAAAATCTTTAACATAAACACTGATTGAAACAGCTTACGAGTTAGCTTCCAGGATAAAGCTGAAAAGCAAATATAGCGTATATTTATTTACCGAACAGTGCGTCTGCTTTTTGAGCTGTACCTCCTCGACAAAGCCCAAGAGTGAAAAAGGTTCCACGCTCATAAGGCTTTTCTCATATCGAAGTATTACAAGCTCGAACACATACGAATGCGCACTCAACTCCACAATCAAAATAGAACCAGCTCTCCTCAAAGGACAAACTCTACCAAACTACCAGTCATGATGTCCCATGGGAGTCCAATGCTGATAGAGCAAAAGTGTGCAGTACAGGATTTCATTCAGTACTATCTACCTTTACTTTACTTATATGCTATATGAATGCTTCTGGGTCTACACCGTTGGCTCCGACTTGAACGGATTAATGAAAAGGAAATGCTGACCTGGGGGGCAGGCATATCTTGCCCCACCTATATAATTGCTACTTTGAACATAATGGCTACTATATAATTGCTACTTTGAACCGGTCTCTTCGGTCTGACTGACCCTTTGTACCATCAAGATCCAGAACAAGCAAAATAGTCAATCCACCACTTAGGATAGTAACCTGTAGACAAGCCCACCTAGTATCTTATTAAATGCATTGTCAGGGGCCGGCCCGCCGCCCGGATCATAAACTGGCAAACTGCAGGAGAAGCGTATAAAAGAAAACCTGGATCTCAATACCCACTTTCAAAGTGGACTAAAATCAACACCGCAGAGGATAATACTACAACCAGGTGCGTAATTCAGATATATACAGACACAATAATATACATACACAAGGTTTTCTATAAGAACTCTTTTTCAGAACCGGTGCATAAGAAGGTATGCCGGTGGATAAGAAGGCATTGGAGAAAAGGGGAACGCACTCCTTTGTATTGCTTCTTTTGCCTACCTATACCGGGTTGGTCCAAAATAGGAGAAATCCAGTGTGGGCTCGCTAAGCTTGTCAGTTTGTTCACGAATACGTGCAGATGAAAGTATGCGGCACAGATAGATGGAGATTCCCACTCTTATCTACTTACTCAATCTATTATTATCTAATATGAAATGAAACCCAATCGGAGGAATTTGGGCGCGACTGACACATTTTACGCATAGATGGTTTGATCCTGTACTCAAATGGTATTTTACTTAGTATTTAACAGTGGGGATGGAGACTGTTCAAGAGCACGCATCCGTTCCGTCTTGGCGCCTTGGTTCTACCAACAAAAGGCAGAAGTGGAATGTTTAGCAGTTAGCCCTTCCTTCCTTTGAGACCGTGCTAGAGGAAAAGCAGAGAGACCGCTGCTGAACGAATACAGAATAGAATGAATGCTGAGTGCATATTCCGTTACAGATCAACTATGTCTTGAACTCAAAGCAATGCTCGCTCTTTCTTTAGTTGGGTGGAAGGTTTGTTGGTTTCACTATCATCTGGGATCTTAGGATCTTCTAATCTAGGCGAAAACACTTGTTGGCTGGTAATGAAGAAGGGCAATTTGGTGTTCTTTTTTGTTTAAGTTTAATGGTGTTATTTTCTCTTTAAAAAGGTGTGTGTGTAACTACGAGTATTGTCGGAATGGCTATGCGGTAAATAATTCCTAGTGTATGCTTGTCGGAATGGCTATGAGGTCAATATTTTGGAGTTTATGCCTCTAAATATAACCATACTTGAGTGTGTGCCCTAGCCATGGTGTATAGGATAAAGGCGAATAGCGTTACGTCAACCCAGAAGGAAAGAATGCCCCATCTTTCACCTGTGTCTATAACTAACATATTTGTGGAGAACAAAAGGTAGGTCTTGCTTGTTGCGAAGTCCGTTGGTTCTATCTTTCTGGCCTTAGAAAGCAATTTATCTTTGCATACACTCGATCAGTAGGCCCTAACGGCCTGGTCTATGTCCACTTCAATTTGTCGTGAGGGATATAATATCTTCTTTTTGAGTCTCACCGAATTTTCTTCCCTTTTCTTTACTCCACTCCGTTGGTTCCTGCTTTGAAAAGTGTCTGCCTACCGCATTCTTCTCTCCTTTACTATAAAAGTATCGAATTGAAGTGATAGGAAAGCCATTTGTCAACCTGCCTACCCTCCTAGCTTGGAGCTGCTCTCACCTTAGCGGCCTCATAAGCTAGGATTCAAGGCCCTCACACCTCAACCTAAAGATCCAAAAGGGCGGATTATTTACCTATAAGGAGATCATGTGACACCGTCCTCTCTCTGTTAGGACTATTAGGGGTGAAGAGCGCAGCAGCAGGATTGATTTCACCCGCACTGCTTTGTTATAGTAAGTGACGTAGTTATTGCAGCCGGGAAGTAGGATGGGTAGCGAGTCAGCGTTGGGTATTTAGTTTCTTTCGGTTGCTAAGAAAGAGGCCAAAGCAAGCCAGGTACATCACAAGTAGATAGATAATAAATCTGTATCTCATGAGCGAGCGTCTATTCCAAATTGATAGTTGCACGGCAAAGGGGAAGCCATCACAACGAATAGGCGCGAAGCGGTTTGTTTACAAGATCTCCCTACCAAAAGAACGCTTGCCAAAGAAAGCAATAACAGGAAACTCTTCCCCGCCTTCTGGTCAAATCCTGGCGCTCATCGCAAGCCTCCAGTTTGGTGTATTTTTTATCACTACAAGATGCTGCTTGTTGCTCTCTGCTCAGGAATGTGTGGTGATGGCAGTAGCCTAGAAAGCCATACGCCTAGTTTACTGATAAAACTTATAACTGCTTTGACTGGCGCTATCAACTACTTGAACTCTATTTCCAAATGGCAGAAGTCAATACTGCTTTTTTCTGACATACCTCTTTCAGTAGCATCTACTTTTTATATTTAACTTGACTTGAGGCGTGCGTCAAAAAGGAAGGGCTCACTAAGAAGGTAAGGCGTATGAAAGGCTCGAAAGCCTCTTCTCCATGTACCTACCCCATTCAATTCATCAAGCAAGACACTGTGAAAGGCCGCTTAGGCAGCTAAGGGATTACGAACAGAGATAGCAGGCTGTGATTCGTAACATTAGTAGTTACTCGAAACATGTCTAGTGAAACAGAGGGAGTGACTCGTCCGAGAAAGGTACGTTATGATAGGAAGGCTGCTCGTGCTATTTCTCGAGGGTAACTGTAGTGGAACTCGCTTGTGCCGGTGTTGTTCGTTGCATTACGAGTTCGGGGCGGGCGACTATGGTCCCATCCGAACCTTAGTGGCCTTTCTATCCACATGAGTAGTTATCTAAATACGTTCCTCGCCTTTCGCTATATACTAAATACTAAACTCGCTGAGTGAAGGGCCTACGTTACTCGTCTGTTACGAACCGATGAGCTTAAGGAACTCACGCTGCTTGTTCTTCAGAACGTACCTTTTCCACTAGTTTAGTATGACGAGAGAGGGACTACTACTACGGCAGGAGATAAAACCTACGGCACCGCACCCTTGCTACAGTAAAAGAGACAGAGCTTACCGAAAGCAGATCGGCATGAACGGCTTTCTAGTCAAAGGAGAGCAAGTGACATCATTGAAATCCCCAGTCACAGGCTTAATCTACTGAATAAACTTCAGCTTAGCTCACTTCTTTCTATGCGACACACAACCGAGTTTAACGGATGAGTGTAACGGACGAGTGTAACGGAAGTGTAGCTAGCCCAAGGAGCAAGTGACGTAATAGTAAAAGAGAGCTTTACTTCACCTTCATTCTACACTATATACGATCAAAGTACGGAGCTTACCCCTCATCATGGTTTTGAGCCCGTTGCATGGTAGTTTAAATGCTTCACACTGGCATGAATTCAGTGTGGTGGTGCCGGACATGATGCCGCCGTGATGGTGCTTTTCGTTCGTAACATTAGTAGTTACTCACTGGATAGAGAGTTTTTCGAAAAGTTTTCCTTGAATACAGATCAAACATGAAGAATTTACGTCACGATCGTTGCTCCAGTTCTATCTTTCCGAACAAAACCTGATACTGAACGTGTGAGTATGAACTTCTTATTAAAGTCGTACCTCGACTCATCCCAACCTAGCTGCTTAGCTGAGAGGAGTGTTGACTATGGGCGGAGAGAGAGAAGAAAAAAGAATTCTGGCGCAGGGCAAATTCGTCAATGAACTTTAGATTCTCTTGGTTTCATTTGAATGCAAATCCCTAGATTGAGTAGTTGTAATTGAGAGTGTGTCATAGAAATTATCTTTTTGAATTGTAAACTCATTTGTCTTCCTCAGTGGCTAGCCCCTAAAGAAGCAGGCTCCCTTGTTTTCAAAAGATGGAATCCATACTTTCGGGTTGGCAATCGAAACTGCTTTCCTATGCAGGCAGATGGGTTTTATTAAATGCCACCCTGACGTAAATCCCGATTTCTGTCATGCCAGTGTTGAAGATCCCGTCTTCCGTGATTGGTGAGATGGATAAAATCCTTCAAAACAAATTATGGCATGGTTCTGAAAATGGAAACAGAAATTTGCATCTTGCAAATTGGAGTTAAATGTTCAGGCCTGGGGGGACTCGGTATTATTTACTTGAGGATGCTTAATTGGGCTTTACTGGAAAAATGGTGTTGGTATTGGCTGTCAATGAGGCGAGGCTTGTTCTTCGAACTGAAAGGTCTGCTCTCTGCTGAATTGAGGTATTTTTTTTTTCACACTCTCCCCCGCCAGGGTATCAGTGAGGCGGGAGTTTTTGTTGATTCTGTTATCACTTTCTCCATTTCTGATGGTCAATCCCCCACCTTTTGTCACCATGATTGGGGGTTTGGTATTCTGCAATACAGATTCCCGGTCTTGTTCACTTTTGTTATCAATCCCGAGTTGGATGTTGGTCAACTCTTCAATAGTCTGGCCAACAGTGGTGATCAAGGTCAGATGGATGAATTTGCCGACCGAAGCACATCTCGTTTTTGGATATCGTTGCCGCGTTGGCCACCGGAAGTTCCTTTGTAGCCTAGATCGTGCTCAACTGGATAGGTTCAGACTTACAGATCGAAATAACATAATATAGAAAGAGCTAGAGCCCTGCTGTTCTAAATCAAAAGTATGGGCTTTTTTTATACCAGATAGAGTCTATTAGAACACTGACATTCGAAGGGGTTGACGGGCCATTGATCGACTGGTAATACCGCATTAAACCCTTTGCAAGCATCGACCATTAGGCGGGCATAGAATATATATACGTAATCACATTGGTGGGAATCATAGGCAATGCTAGGCTAGGTGATTCCTTTCTATCAATGACTGAAGCAACATCCGGAGAGCTCACTTCACTATACCACACCACATTTGCTTATAGAAAGCATAAAAGCTTATCCCGAGTAGAACAGAGCATAAGTCTTTTATTTTTCAGTATTGGATTTTATGGGCACCTACTTCAACTTTTTCTACTTCTGCTCTTTCATCCGCTTTCTTTGACTCCGAACCAGGGACTCATACTACTCTCATAAGCCGGAACTACCGACATTAGCAACCACTAGTTAGTTTTAGCATCTCGGTCTACTCTGACGGGAGGGAATCCGTTTTATATAGCAGAACATCCTATTTATCATAGAGATTGGAATCTGCGTAGCGCATTTGCTCTGGCGCACTTCTTATAAATGCTGAGGCCGGGTCCGGTCTCATCAGAAGTAGAGGGTGTGTTTTAGCCCACACGATATCGTAACCCCTTGGTTTATAAATACTACTAAAACGCATCGTAGGTTTATTAAATAAACTATCTGCCAAAGTAAAAGACGGAAAATGAGTATCCCTTCTCACGGCATCTCCTAGACCTATAACTCAATCTGGAGATCGAAGTAGGGCGACGCCTCACTACTACTGAAATTATCATTAATTAAGGGCAGCTAAGCGATTTCATAGCCTGAGTTTGACTTAACCTGCTGACCTTGCTTCGTAACCTTAGCCTACCTTTCTTTTTGAATTCTACTAAGTGACTTCGTAACCTTAACGTACTTTCTTTCTTACTGTAGCATAGGCCTTTGCCACTTATCACACGGGAAAAAAAGCTAAAAAAGTTGATTGAGAAGAGCGAAAATAAAAGCAGAATTACGAACCAGCCAGCTACACTACAGTATGCTTTGTCCCAGGAATGAAAGTAAAGGATATGAGTTTGCTATGCCCATGCCTAGTATGCCAGCAGCGCACAAGAAACTGCGGAGAAAGCGAGAAATTGCACTCGACCTTTGAAACCGGCTTGCTTTTAAAGCTCACTTCTCTAACTGAACCTATTTTATTTGATTGTCTTTACTCTCAAGTTGATAGGAAACCGGGTGGGTTTGGCACTGGCTAAATAAGCCTTTTCCTTTTTTGACTTATAGGCGGGGCACCTCCCTTCTTCTATATATGAGAAAATGAGGGACTTTACTTTTGTGAAGCCCGGTGAGTAACTAGAAACCTATGCTCGCTGGAACATGAACTAGCTGATAGGATCGTTGCATCTTTCGCTTATTGTTCTACGCACCTTAACTCATCCGGAACTTGAAACCTGATGCCCTTCAATACGCCACCATCACTCGACCCGATATTTCCTTTCCGGTGAATAAAGTCTCGCAATTTATGCACCAACCTACCACTCAACATTGGGCAGCCATAAAACGTATCCGTTGGTACCTCAATAGCTCTTCTTCTCTTGGTCTTCTTCCCCAGATATCGAAACTTTCTTTGCTCCTTTGCTGCCAGCACCTTCGCCGCTCTCTATCACCTCCTTCCTCTATGAATAGCCGAACAACCCCCCTTCACTCGTGAGTAGAAAGATTTTTATTCTACGACGACAAATAGAAAGATGGAGTTAGCACCTCTGCTTGAAAGAAAAGGAGAATGGATGGATAGATGCGATGGTAGATAGAATACCTGGGTGGAATGATGGGCTTTTCCTGATAAGTTAGGTCTTTCGCATATATCTAGGAGAATACCAATTTACTCAAGAAAGGAATTATTCGGTATTTCGGCCTCAATTAATCTTGTTCTTTCACCATGTCTACCGTAAGTATGGAGGTTCGATACTTATCAGGGGTCAAGATATGCTTTTCATTGGAAAGTGTCCAATATATCTTCATGTTCGTCTGAGTCACAAACAATAAGAAGTGAAAAAGCTGGCTGGACTAGCTATCTGCTTCTCTTAATGAGTCGAATGGCCATCTTGAAGACGAAAGAAGGTTCGCTAGCACCCAGGTAGCTGGAAGAGATGAAAGCGAAAGCTGTTCTGTTTGAGGAACCGAACATAGAGTCAAAAGAATATCTGGTTTGCTATCGCAACTGAACCCTAACAACTTAACTCCGTTCACTCATTCACTGACGTTCATTCGTTCACATCTTTCCAAAGCCTACTCTGGATGCCATCCATACGTTTTGAGCGAGCAAGAGTGAAATGCCTATCTGGCCCGAGCTTGACTTAATGATCGGAAGTTGACTTAGTGTATTCGCACTGGCGCTTTTCCAGTAGTTTGTATAGTGGGACTCTACCTTTATATAGTTTCTAGCTTCATGCACGTTGGAAAAAGAAAGAAGTTGTCTAAAAAAGAGAGTAGAGGTCAAAACCAATCGCTAAGCGGCATCGCAGGTTCGAATCTCTCTCTTCCCAGTAGAAGTCTACAAGCGCTTTCTTTTCAGTCAAGTCAGTCCGCCTAAAATGCAATCTTTTACTTGGCTCTGCCACATAAAGAAAGTCGAGACGAAGCACTGCTCGCGAATAAGACCCAGTCTGGCGCTTCACGATCACTTCAATGCTAACCAAGTATCACGTATCACCAGCTACACCTTACCGTCAGAATCTCCTAGCCTAGAGGGAGGGAGGTTTCGAATTGAGTTTATGTGATCTACTGATTTAAGGATCCAACTAAACTAGGTAGGCCAACTTCCACTATTGCACGAGCACGCAACGAATCACAAAAAATCTCAGTTTGTAGGTGACACAAAATAAAAAACCACAAGCACTACTCCTTTTGACCCATTGCTTCCCGTGCCAAATGGCTAGAGCCTCTACTTGCGGTATCCTCGTCCCCATAAAGCTTCAAAGATACCTACCTGAGGAGTGGAACCCTGGTCTCGTAGCTTGTTGAGCACATCATCCCCTGACCTTGGGCTGCAGCATCCTTGAACATTTGTAGCCTTTTGCCTTCGTTTGTGATCTCGACCTTCTCAGAGACCTCCATCCAATACACTGCGTATCTTGGTCACTGTCCAAATGATACAAATTATGAGCTATGCCGGTCCGATCTCGATACCAAGCAATAGCGGCAGGTTGAACGGCACAGTTGGCCAATTAAGAACTTCACCAATGCATGCCATGATAGGGCGCGACAAAGAGTGAACGCACGTCGGATAGCAGCCAATCCCTGATAATCAGAGATAAAGTAGAAAGGGAGGTACCCTTCATAGAAAATTGCTATTAAATAGCATTCCGACTGTGACTAATAGTTGTCTTTCTTTTTTTTGCATAGGAAAGAATCAGAATAAGAAGAAGCATAGCGGAATAGCTGATTAGAGAACTGGCCATACCCTATCTATCAATTTTCAAAAGCAAGGGACGAAGTTAGCTTGTAATAGTAAGTCACATACCGTCCGTTCTCACTTCGTCGCACGACCATTCACTAATTTTCATAGTTGAGTAGCTAGCAGCTAAACTTTAAGGTGTTTCAAAATATACTATAATATTGGTGTAAATACAAACCAAAGCGGGATAAGGCTTTTCCCTCTGGAATCGTTTCCGCTCAAACCCTCTTCCTTCCCACATATTCATTACTTAGGTTATTTGTGGCCTGGGGCGAGACCGCTCGGAACGTGTGTTGATATAAAGTCTGATGTTGAGTATAACTGATGTTGTAACTAGTGACAAGCGTTAGGGAGACGTAGGTACTTCTTACTTCATGTCCGAGTGACCTGGGTAGGCTGATGCCAGAACTGAGATTGATAGGCTAGATTCAAGGACAGTATAAGCATTCCTAGATGGTGTTAAACTTCTGCTTCTATATTGTGTTAAGCATAAGAGAAGATAAGATAGATCTATGCATTTGTGTTGGCCGCTAAGGCCGCAGATAGAAGTTCTGTTTTCTCACTGTCTTGCTAAGCAGAATAGAGACGGATTCTTCTTAGTGATCTTAGGTACAGGTTGTTTACCGGCGATACGACCCAGCGAGTAACTACGGCACGTTACGAGCGAGAAAGCAAGGCTCTACTGTATAGCTCATTGGTCCCTGCCTTTCTTAGATTCAATTCAATTCATTCAGCATCTCTTCCTTTTCTCATATTAGCTCTTTTTATATAGTGCTTGAGTTCCACCTCCCAGAGAGATCAAGCTGCATCAACCTACCAAACCCCTTGTGCCTGGCAAGGATTTACCCTTCTTGTTTAGAATAAAGAAGAGTGTGCTATATCTTCTCAAACTTGACTATTTGCTTTACATCATTAGTGAATGGCCCTATAAATGGCCTTCCTTATAGAGTATGTAAAAGAAAGGGGCTTCGTGGGCAATGGTTAGGAAGGGAACAGAGATCCTGTTATAACCTCGTCGTACAAGAGGTTGTTTCAATAAAGAATGAATTGTTTTACTGGGAAATCAACCATCAACTCAAGATGTGAGCTTATGGAAGCATGTGGAGAAGAGAAAGGGAGTGAAGGGAGTGAAGGGAGTGTGAGAAGATATACTGTATTGAGCTCTCTCATTTCATAGTAAGATGTAGAGTCAGTGTATCTAGTTACGTGCATATGCTTTATACATGGCTATCCTGGTGTGCTCTCGGCTTTGCTCTTCTCATGAATATAAATCAAGTGTGTAGCGGATTTAATCCTCGATTCTTCTTTGTTCTGCTCGTTCCGTCTTCGTGCTTCTATCGGGCTTTTTGAGGTGGGGGTCTTACGGGCTCTGTACCCATGGGCTGGTTAGCCGAAAGCATAACACAATAAACCCTTCGGCGGGTATAATAGGAGATGTATAAGGCTAACCAGATCTCCTTGGAAAGCACTCGGAGTTCGAGACGGAAGCTTTGCTGGTAGAACAATATCTTATCTAAGGAAAATAGAAGGAACTTACCAAAATTGCAACTTGTGAGCAGGCCTTCCCTTTCCGCCGGAGCTTCACGGGCGTTGCCCCGTTTCCCAATCAGATGTGTGGATGTTCAGCAGGAAAAGAATATTCTTAATATACAGATGAGGAACTCATCAATGCGCCAAATGCCAAGGAATATGTGAAAAGCCGATTAAATTCACAGCAAGATATTAGTATTTTAAATACAATCGGTAGCTATATACATTATAATGTATTATATTATATGTGCTGGGTTTACTTTTTAATAACCCTGCTAATGAGAAGAGCCATATGGTTCGTCTTGCAACGTTGATAGACAAACTGGATACAAAAGTCAGATCACATGCGGAGATTGAGTTGCAACGTTATGATGAGTTACTGTCTCGTAAAGAAAGATTGTTCCCACAAGAAGACCCGGGAATCAGAATCAGCCTCTCTGGATTCTCAAAAAAGCAAGAAAGGAAGAAGCAAGAAAAGGAAAGAACATAGAGGCCCGAGTTGAGTCACAGCCAGGATTCTGAGCCTAGTGCTTCTCCTTGGTAAGTGTTGAACCTGCACAGTGATAGCCTGCATAGGAGGTGGTGTGTGCACACTGTTGGAGTTGGCAGGAGACATCAGAGGGATGTTGTCAGCGCCAATCTGTGTCACAGATGTCTCAACAGGTGTTTGCCCCCCAGATATGATGGTGTGTGGGTCTGTCTCAGCAGCAGGGGTTATGGGACTATGCACCTGAGTCGTCGGAGAGGAGTTTCTTGCCAGATCTATCAAGACCAGCATTTTCTCCATGAAACCCGTGTCACTCTCCTCATTCAGCAGTGTGGGAGAGATTGGTGTTTTGGCAGTGTGAATCACTGGAGTGGAGCTCAGTGGTGGGACTATCTTATCTTTCTCAATCTGATGAAAAATTGCAGCAATAGTACCAGGTTGAGGTACTTTGCTTTTGGGAGTGAATGGAGCTCTATCAGTATTGAGTAAAGCATTTGTCTCATCAGTTTGCACCACAACTCCTCTTGGTTGTTCTACTCTAGCACCACCAGTTGCAGGGCTTGGTTCAGCTTGTGTCACAACAGTACCAGTACCAGTGTTTTCCACCTCTGATTCACCAGTCTGAAGTGTATCAGTTTGCATGTTATCTGGGTTCCTCCCTGATCCCATCCCACCAGATTGATTAGGAGCTCCCATCTGTATGGGCCCCCTATGATTATGGCCCCTTGCTGGGGGATTGGGTGGTGGATTTCTGTGACCAGCATCTCTGCCACCTGCTCTAGGTGGTGCGGGAGGGAGAGGAGCACCCCACGCCCCCCGAGTACCTCCTACAGGTTGGTAATCCTCTAACTCCATAGCAACCTCATATCTAACTTTATATCCTCCCAGGTCAGTATAGGTTATCCAGGTTCTAGGAGGTATTTTCTTAGGGTCACAGAGGCCAACTTGTACTCTGGCACATCTGAAATCTTTATGACTGGAAGTTTTTTCATCCAGCTCTAGCAACAATGCTCCAAATTGTTTGAAAAGAGACTGGAACTCACTATAATGCCACAGTTTTATTGGGAAATTCCACAACCTAACCCAGACAGGAAGAAGTCTTGTACCTTCATCAATGGCTGGGTCCCAAGCACGCACTCTGACATCTTTGTTCTCCAAACAGAGGCTCTGTCGAGCAAGAGTTGTAGCATGCCAATGAGGATCTGGCGCCTCAATCAGGTACCTCCACACACCATCAAAAGAGCAATATTTATTAGAAACTCTTCATAGCGTGCACGTTGTTTAGCCAAGATATCTAGGTTGGTCAAAAACTTTCATGCGCGCCCGCAAGACAGCAACTTTTCTCTTTGTTAGTGGATCGTATAAGGAAGGGGATTGAAATCAGCAAGGAATGAAGGCATTAGCATGCCACTATCTCGCAAGAAATCTTGAATGACTGACTCTATCTATCTATGATATTTTTGACTACTTTCATTTTTCTCGTAAATAGTGTGTGTCTTTATTAAACAGTGGAATCCGCGCTTTTCTCTTCGCCCACTGACTGTACTTTTTAGTGCGTTTGTCTTCTTCCTTGTATTATTCCTACTTTACCCCGCAAACAGTCTTGACTATACGTACTATGAGTAAAGCCTATACTTTCTTGGCTCTGCTTGCTCCCAAACTGCCTGCGCTTTCCCTTTATATCGATTTTGACACAGGAAAAAGAAGGTTTTCCGTGTTTCCGCCTTACTTATAAGAGACAGGCCAGAACGCATACTAACTCGCATAGGTCGTAGGTCCAGCAGGGGTTCCCGGATATCTTGACCCAGGCGGCGCCGGTGCAAGTTCCTCTCGAGCATGTGTGATCAACGTCTTCTGCATGCGTTGTTCTAGTTTCAGTTGTTCCGCTAGGACCGCAGTCTCTCTCGAGAAGGGAGTCGTGTCCACCCACCCCAATTCCTCCACTCCATTTCAGACTTCCTCGTCGCCGACAGACCCCTCATTGCAGGCTACAAGAAAAATACTACCACACCAGCTGCTTTTTTAATGAAGAAGTCAAAGAGGGGCATAATTCTTCTTCTCATTTTATTATTATTATATATATTAGAGTTTCAAAATGCCTTTCCAAATAGAACGCTACGCCCTGGTCTTGCTGAAGCTTTTTGCCGCAATCTTGCTCCTAAACTGGAACATAAAATATACATGCCGCGAGTATATGGTAAGACAATGCAGAGTGCATCAGCGGATATACAAAAAGCTCTGGAAATTCTCTTACACGATAAAAAGAATGAAATCTATAAGATAGCTAACGTCTTCTACCGCTTTTGGAGTAATCGATTCCCCGCCATAAATGGATTAATGAAACTGGTCAATGAAGTAGGCTGGTTTGCTGCGACATTGGAGCATCCGGTTACTTATAAAAACATCTTCTTAAATACCTACCATACAAGAAACCATGAAAAAGTAATCTATATTCGTCTGGCTATATGATCGAAAGAGGCAGAAAAAGAATAGAAAAAAAGGTTTGCCCAATAGAAACCGGGTGCTGAGGACGGAGGAGCGCATCTCCGGCGTGTCGGAAGTTACTCATATAAGTCCCGATTTAAAGTGTCAGGATCACAAGTGGTAGGATTCACCTATACGCAAAAGGAATGTTTCCTATTCAACCTTGTCCCAACAAGAGAGAAATTCTCCAATCCTTCTATATATGAGTTTCTGAACTGAAAAATGCACTTCCTCGCCCCACTTCAATAAAATAACTCCTGCTGTGGAAAGATATGAATTCATTACCAGGCAGGCCTATAAGCTGCTACGACAGTAAGAGCGGATTCAAGGCCAAGCAAGAGCTACTATGGCTAGCAGTATTTATTAGTATGGCAATTAACCTCTACTTCCATTCCATGTTTGGCTACCACGAGCTCATGCAGAAGCACCACTAGCAGGTAGTGTTATTATAGCGGGTCTAATTCGAAAACTCGCTACATACGGATACATGCTCATTCTAATTCAGTTCCTACCTGATGCTACATCATACTTCTCCCCTCTAGTTAAACTTTTGCTGTTATTACACTCCTTTATGCTTCACTAGCTACACTGCGATAAACATATTTTAAAGCTCGAGTTGCTTATTCTTATATTGGTCATATGGCTGTTGTTGTACTAGGACTATTTAGTAATACAATTCAAGGAATTGATGGTGCTCCGCTACTAAGTATTGCTCACGGAGTTGTTTGTTAGTCCGGCACTGTTTCTCCTTGTAGGTGGAGTTCTATATGATCGATACCATACACGAACTATCCGATACTGCCGAGGCATGACTACTTATATGCCACTATTCTCTATTCTATTCTGTGTATTGAAAATCTTCAATGCAGCTGTACCTCTAAGCGCTAATTGGGCAGGTGAATTCCTATGTCTTGCTGGAGCATTCCAACCTTCGGCCTCTATTCGCTGTTCTAGGAAGTACTGGTATTGTTCTAAGTGCTGCTTACTCTATCTGGTGGCTATATAACCGAATCGCATTTGGAGCTTGGAGTAAATACCTCAACTACACTACGGATCTTAGTCGACGAGAATTTATGCTACTGCTACCTCTACTTCTTGTAGAAGTATTATTTTTTATCTTCCCTAATGTAATTCTAGATTCAGTTCATGCTTCAACATCAGGACGAATTTATTCAATCAACGATTCTATTATCTAAAATACTAAAGATATTCTTTATGCAGTTGCTCTACCGGTACTATTCGTAACTCAGTAAATAAAAAAGAAACTAGCGCACAAAAATAAATGTACTGAACTCCCCCTGTATAAATTTGCACTATTCTCTGTCAAAATTGTAGTGGTAGCTATTACAGTTATTCTAATCTACTTCCTAATTTCTGTGAAATTGAATATGGTTCAGTATTTCTTGTCATTGGCACAGGCTCTCTAGCATTTATTTATTATCTAACTAAACCAAAATTGAGTGCTAGTAAATATATTGCACTTAAAAAAAGAAATTCTAAAGTAGCACCTATCAATATCAATAATACAAGTGAATCTTATCCTATTCCTTCTATATTTGAACTAGATAAAATTTTTGATTGGCTTTATTCACAGCAGAGCTCCTCAATTCATCCGAAATCAAATTGAGGCTCGAGTACCTGAAAAGTACGATCTAGATGTTTACTCTAATTATCTAAGTGCTCTACTTACCCAATATAATATTTTCATTTTTTTTTAATGGCAGTTAGTTTCATTTTGATCATTATAGGACTTGTTCTAGTATTTCTTCTTACATATGTAAAAATGTCCCGATCTAATATTATTGGTAATAGCAAGCTGCTCAAGAAAATCGTACCTTCTGTTCATCGAACTAATTATTACTTTTAATAAAATCGGGATCTTTCTTCACTTTACTTCCATTGCTATAGGGCTATACTCTCTATATAGCAATCCTCCCCCCGTGGAGATTGTAGTATTCCTAGTTAATAGAAAGCAGGTGAAATATTTCCTTTTGTCAAATGGAACTGTCTTTTTATCCCAGTGAGTAACTACGGCATGTTACGAACGAAAAGCCTCTCTTCTTACTCGTCTTCTTTCTCTTTTCTCTTTTCTTTTTGCTTTCTTTTTCATTGGGTTTTTTCGTCAATAGTGTGTTTTTTGAGTGTGTCTTGTTCCGGCCCATTACTAGAGTCCATTCTTATATAAAGTCAAGTATTTTTCTGCTTATCTAGCTTTAACATCTCATAGGATTGACTGACTGCTAACCCTTGCTTATCATCTCGTTTTTCTCGATTCCGGTTCAGAACCAGTCTGGAAGTGAATGAATTAGAAAAAACGCAGAAGTCCGGAAATGAGACGGCTCTTTCTTTCACTATTTCATAATCAGATCTTTCCCTCCACACCAATCACGAGTTTTTTTTTATTCCTTTTGTATATCGTCGTTACGCCCTTAATGATAGGTTTTGAAAAAGACTTTTCATGTCATTACCATTTAGGTTTGATTTGGATCCCTCCGTTGTTTTCCTTTCCTCCCGAACCTTTTCCTCGAAATGATAAAGAATCTGGTACACTTGAATTATATTATTTAAGTGCTTCTTGCTTGCCTAAGATCCTACTTCTACAATTGTTAGGTCACCGGGTTATTCAAATAAGTTGTGTTTTCTTTGCTTTTCCCATGTTACAACTTATGTACCAATTCGATCGATACGGAATGGATCGGTTAAACATTCTATTAGGGAGCCTGGTTTTGACTCTTTTGTGTGGTATTCATTCTTGTTTGGCTCTTGGAATCACATCCAGCAGCGGTTGGAACAGCTCGCAAAATTTCACCACCTTACCTACTTTATTGCCCCTAACTCTGTCCTGTACCTCTATTGAAACAGAAGGCTTTCATGTTATTTTATCAATTGGTTATTCCTCTCTTTTTGTATCTCTTTATCCAATTTCGGTCTCGATTAGTTTACAAGATTGAATGGCCAAGTCATTGAAAAGCCCTTTTTCGATTGTTTGCGGAGAATGTTGAGCCGGGGTAGAGGGTGTGTGTAGCCCATGGTAGATTCCAGCCGAGAAGACCAGTAAAAGAGCAGGATAAAGAATGTCATATTTTTTGATCTGCCTAGTCCTCAAGATCGGTTGTTGGTCTGTTGTTCGGTGCATTATTTTTCGTTGTATCTCACGAGTATGTCCCTCTTTAGTACCTGTAATGAAAGCTGCCCTACTTTGGCATAATTGGCACTCATCTTTGGTTGGCTTTTTTCTTTACCTTTTAGAGCAGGACCTCAATCTGCCTCCCGCCCTTGAGATGGAAGAGGCGCCCATTCAACAAGAGGAGGCGCCCATTCAACAAGAGGAGGCGCCCATTCAACAAGAGGAGGAAATTGGTGGGGATAATGATCCAAATGAGGAAAGTACCTTATTATTACAGGGAATTCGACAACGAATAGAGCAGTATATTAATGTAACAGGAAACATCCTTGGTTGGCCGGTAACGGCAGAGAATCGAACGCAAGCAGTCAATACCATAGTGTACGGCTTGGAGCTCGATACCTTCCAGGACGACCTACCGTTCCTACAAGAATTCCATGAGCGCATCTCAGCTAATCCAGATCCAATGATTTGGGAACTAGTGAAAGATATTTACGAACCCATGATGCAGATGGACGAGGACCAGAATAGCAGCTCAGGTAGCAACTGAGCTGCTGAATGGGAGTCGTTCTTTTGTATCATAGGTTTGTGTTCTAGTTCATTTTGGGTATAAGAGGATTAGGAGTACTTATTTGGTGTGTGTAGTTTCTCTGTCTTCCTGGGAAGGCAAATAGAGAGTACGAGGCCGCCGTAGGGCAGACGGCGGGAAAGAGGAGTGGGTATGTGGGCCTCTTTCACTTGAGTTTTTGTTTCATCTTTTTTCCACCTATAGGCATCCCGGTTATGCTATATGGGGACTTTCCCTGGAAGGGTAGACTAGAGAAGATCCTACCCATCATTAGCACTGTGCATTGAGCAACTAATATCATATATAGCGAAGTATTCTTTATAGCCAGCTTATGAAACTACGCCTCCGCGCCACACGACAGATGTGAATCCGGGTCCATTACCAGTTGACTATTTTTATAAAGCTTTCCCAAGTTGACGAATAAAGAGAAAAAGTACCCATTACAGTTGCTCTAATCTTATAGAGGAAAAAAGATAAAGAATCATGGGAGCACGGGCGAAAGAAAAAGATAAGCTATTCGGGTAATCAGACCAATGGAAGATACGTCCTAAACCGATGCACCAGACCAGTAAAAGCTAAAGGAAGACGATGGAGCTTTTCCAACTTCCAATCTGGACGGCGGAGATCTTCGTCTTGCTTCCTGACAGACCTCTCACTCTTTGGGCAATTATTCTGGTATCTCAGATGAGGCTCTTGCCAATCATCCTTGTTAAGCTTCTTCCAGTGCAGCTACATACCGTCTTATTTCAAAGGAAAGTTTCCTATTTTCAAAGCCAAGAATTCAGCCAGCTTATCGGCGTATATATGTGTTAAGTGGACTTTTTTCATATTAGCCTCAGACTAGTAAAGCAGAGAGATGCTTATTCTTACACAGAAAAGTAGGAAAGAAAGCAATGCATTAAAGACAGGACTATCGGCTCCACTTGTGAAGGTTTCACAGCCGTATGAGGGGAACAGGCATCTGCCGGAACCCACGGCCCCTAAGTCGTGGATTAGCAAAAGAGAAAGAGGTGCCAGTCGCGACACATGAAAAGAAAAAAGCCCTTTCAAGAAGAGTGTCAGTCGCACTTGATTAAAAAGAAAATCATCTTCCTTTTCACCTGACCCGGGAATGCCAACGTCATAAAGAAAGATCAATCTCTCCAGAGAGATGGTTACTCTGCAAAATCCAAGTAAATAGGATATCATCATGGGGACACTGGACCGAGTCTCTATGGACCTCCGGCTCGAGTTCACCCGCAAGGAGTTCGGTGGGAGTGGTACTGAGATCGACCCGATCAAGCTAAGGGCGCAGGGCTGACTCCTCACGTTGAAAGATAATGGGAGCTTGGGCGCGTCCGGATCCATTCAAAGCGGTGGAAAAATCGACTTCTAGTTACTTCACTTTTGGATCGGTTGAAGGCGCGTAGCGGCGAAACGAAAAGCAAAGATCTCTCGGGCAAGTGCTCTATCAAAGACAGATTCCCTGGAAGAACAGCAGGATTCGGGTCAGCTCTCTCATCATAAAGAAGTGAAAATCTGGTGGTTACTTAAGCGTGCCGACTGGAGAGATCTACCATGTCTACCGCCTCTTAACTTCCAGTGACTTTACCCATTTTTCTATTCAGTTAGAATCCAATGAAAAGGATCTGTGCTGTGTCATGAACAAGCTCCAGTCTCAAGCGTTTTCAAGGGGTTGGAATTCATTCTGAATAATGAGGATCGTCGCAACGTGAAATTGGCTCTTTTCTCGCTCCTTGCTTCCTTGAATCTAAAAGAAGCAAGCATCCGATCTACTTAGGCAGTCTTATTTGAAAGAAGAGGGTATAATGAAAGTAACTACCTTGAACCAATTTGTAAATACCTTGTGAAAGAGCGCACAGCGTGCTCGTTATGAGTCATTTATCCTCAACCTTGCCCCCGCCTACGAGGGCTATCAATTAGATCTCCCGGCCTTTTTCGCCACAAAGTCCATTCAACCCAGATAAAAAAATCTTACTCGATCGACCTGACGGCCTTGTACCCAAGGTACACTGAAGACCAAGCCAATCTCGTCGACAAATAATACAAATAGGCGTCTAGGAAGAAGATAGAAATTCTAATAAGATAGAAAGAGAGTAATAGCAAAATGGGAATTCTCTATTCCACGATGCTTGCTTCCTGACAGACAGGCCGCATTCCATGTTGATTAGGGCTTCGTTACCATCTATCACGTGAGTTGGATTGTATTCATTCTTACTTCTTTTGCTTCGATCGACCATTACCAGTAGCGGCAGAATACCGAACTCTAGGCCCCGAGCGAGGCATCTTCTTACCAAAAAAAGGTGAGTAGTTCCCTAAATCGATGCGGTTACTCTTGAAGTACCTGAGGAAGAAAAAGAAAGACTGGCTTAGTACCATTTCGAAAAGAAGGATTTCCTACCACTTGGAAAGCTTAAAACAAACCTCTCTTTCCACGGAACGGAAATAAGGAGCGGATGGATAGATGCCAAACTCTAGTTAGCTATTAAGTATTTCATATCTAGCAGCTGTGACCCTCAATACTCACGTTGTAACCGAAATGGAATGGAAAGACTTTCGGGCCTCACGTATCAACAAAGACAAAAGTTCCTCGCCGATCTCAAATACTACTAATGGGATGAGCCTCTGCTGTTCAAACTTGGTGTTGATGGTGTGTACCCTCGGTGTGTACCGGAGAATGAAGTTCCGGGCATACTCTTTCATTGCCACGCCTCAACCACAAACTTCTCAAACTCTTCTTTAACTTTGCTTTTTTTTCGTTGAGCTCTTTTCCTTTCCGTTGCGTTTAGCTAGGCTAGGATCCTAACTATTTACTCGATCGAATTCCTTCCTCTTCCCGAGCCCGTGGACTCGTCTTGACCATTCCCTTGTGAGTAAAAAGGAGTGGATTTCTCATGTCTTAACTATTTCTGATCGAACAAGCCGTAAGGGCTTTCTAGAGCGTTAGACTGCGTCTTCAGGTACATCTATTGGACTTCAACGCGCCCTTCTTTCTATTTGTTACCAACAATGGTTTCAGTAGGAAATGTTACATAATTTCCTAGTAATTCCTGCTCTTTTTTCACAAGATGGCTTCAACATTCTACATCTCATGTACTTTCCCCTCTATGTGACTTTTTTTGTGTGAGTGTGTATGTGTTGCTCAAGCATTTTCAGCAACAAGAAAAGAGCTGAAATAAATATAATTCAAAGTTCCAAATAACAACGAGGGCGTAGCATAAAGCGATAGATATTAAAATAAGCGTATTTGGGTGCAAACGAAATAGTGACCATGTTTAAGAGTTAGGAACACTCAATGAAACAACTGAAGAATTGCAAAGACCATAAAAAAAGCATATAGTGATCCAAATTGAGGAGCCTATTACCTAGGAAAAGCACACCAAATGGTGAAAAGCTAGGCATAACCGTCAAGTCTAGTATTTGAATAAAGGATGCACGAGATAAAGTAGTTGTGAAGGTAGTAGCACGCAGTAGCATAGGGCTTTTCGTTCGTAACATTAGCAGTTACTCACTGGGAGAAAGACACTGAGAAAACCAACCTAATCTCGATTTGATTGATCTCTTATCCCTAAGGTAAATTCCAAGGGGGGCCTCCTCACTTGACTCACCAACCATTCCTAGCCTGGTCTCCGGTGTACAACACTCCTTCGCATCTCACTCGAATCCGTCCTGATGACGATTTCCAACCCGATTGATCGGTATTTCATCAACCCATGATTGATCGGACTCACCTTCCTCTCAACACCAAATAGAGCGGTCATAGTACAAAATAGAGCGCGGAATTGGTCATAGTAGTTGGCTTCATGCTTCAGTACCACAGGCGCTACAACCAAGCGAAAAGGTACGGCCCTTTGCTAGAGCAGCTAGGACTAGAGCTAGGACAGTGTATTGGAAGTCGAGAATGGACGATAATGGATGTCTAATAAGTGGAACTACATGGCTTCCGGTAAGAGGCATAGGAATGTGATCCTTCAAGCATAATCCATCCCGCCCGCCCTAGGTCTAGTTGGTGTCTTTCTTCTCTTCCCTCCATTCCATAGCAAACAAGTCCATGCAATTCGTTCAATGCACTAAACCCTGCAGGATTTTCGACTCCATTCACTTCTAGAGTCCAATTAGCTGCTACTCTCCTAAAAAGGGGGCTTCGTCCCCAGAATTGAATCGATACCTTCTTCCATTCTTCGATGACCTTTGACCTCGTTCAACACGAACAGCAATTACAAATGTACGAGAATTTTCATAGGTTCTCTCTCAGACGAGGAAGGAAGGCTGGCGTAAGCTTTCTTTGTTCGCTTTCCCGTCTGCTTCACACTTCCCATTTGCCTTTCCTGCTAGGGTTTATCCGAAAGACGGTAGGATGCCCAAAAGACTTCACTCCTCACTGAGTCAAAAAGGTATGACTTGTGCCTATATAAAATAGAATCCTTCCTCGTGATTGGAGTTGCTTCAATGCTTTGATTTTCTCTATTTCCGAAACTAATTTGCTTGCTTTCTTTGTGCGCCACGAGGAGTGGTCAACTGTTTTGGTATGACAAATACTCTCATTCTATTCATCAAGTCTAATCCGATGGGTATGATTCCCCAATAAGTGGTCCACTCGTCTCGTATTTCCTCGCATTGTGTGATGTTTTCTGAGGTGGGGCTAAATAGATAGAAGCTTCATCATGGCCATGGGGGCAGGTAGGAGAATGTATATCTGGGGTGCAAGGGCAGGTACGAACAGGTAGGAAATTGTATATCTGGGGTATCAAGCAAGGAAGAATTGTAGGGGAAACTCAATAGGGTTTTTGTAGGGTAGTTCCATCCATTGGTGGTAGTAAAGAAGGGTCGCCCTAAGCCTAGACATTTCCGTAATAGAGTCAGTCAAGAAGAGGAGGGGTTCCTCACTCCAGTACCTGGGATCGTACGTAGCCATCACTCCCGGCCAGCTGTTTTGGGAAGGTCAAGTTCTACTTAACTCCCGTTCAGCTACTGTAGCTGTAATGGTAAGGTGAAGCTTTACTGAAATGTAAGGGTGAGGTCAAGCTAGGTAGGGTTTCGTGAAAGAGGGCTTCCCCCTCTACTGTGCCTATTCACATGTTCTTCCTTCTTGGGGAAGGAAAGATGGCATCAAAACGCTTTTCCTTCGAGTCTTTTTCGTCAGCAACCTCCTATTCGTTGTGTAAGAGTAAAGACCTGTGAAAGCTACTGCTACTTACTGCGGGGAATTCTACTTACTTACTAAAGAACAGCGCATTAACCTTCCTATCAATGTTAAAAAATCGGATTATGAGTAGCGAGCCCCCCGGGCTAGTCTGGATGTCCCTGGCCCGTCATTCATTGGCTTATGAAGCCAGCCTTGTGAAAATGAACATCTGATTCTAGGCATGAATAGGAGACTAATGCAGTGAGGCCCGGCATTCGTAGTTCTGTTTTGAGCAAACTCTTTTATTAGGAACTTGAAGTAACATTCATCTGGTATCGAAAAAATAGAGCATCTAATATGATAATAATAATAGAAACATGAAGAGTTTCAATTCAAACAAGAAAAAATTGACCTGAATCCAAGCAAACGTACGGATATAAAGAGCGAAGCTATAGAAGAGTAGAGAGTAGAGAAAAAACTGGAAGCTATTGCTAGAATGTTTCAAAAGTGTCTAAGATTAGAAGCTTCGCCTTGGTTTCTAGGGGCGTAAATATCTAGATTAATATGAGATGTTTTTACGTGGAGTAGGATGTGATGCGGAAAAATAAAAATATTAAAACATTCAAGATTTAGATTTTCCTGGGATTCTTTTTTGAAACAGATATGGCGGAAATCACGAAGGGCCCCACCTTGTTCACACCAGTATCCTAGGCAGGGGACTTCCCCAGAACGAGTCGTAGAAGGAAGATAGGAAATTGAGTCGAGTCGAATCAAGGTTAAAAATAATACATGTGCTTTACACAGTCGAAGTCACTGTCAAATCGATGTTGTTTAATGGACAGCTAGCTAGGTTGCATCCCTCTATGCTATCCCTTACGATCTGATCTATGTTCTGTACCAGTTTTCATACATACTCTTGATTTCCCGAAACAGTGTCCCTGCTTTACTTGCTGTTTGCGGCGGATGAAGCAATAAATTCAAGATATATATAGCTTGAGAAAAACGTATTAGAAAAACATCTTTTTGGTGATGGTGGCAAACCTCACTTTTAGATAGATTTTATTTTCTATAAATAATCAAGTTTTTTTTTGTTAAATATAAAAAAGGTTTGTTGGTGCTTAACCAATTGCAATTGGTCAGGTATGCTGTCTGAAAGCAGTAACAATGGGAATGCCTTGTGTAGTTGTTTTGGAATTCGATCTGGAGGTTGAAGCATACTTACCTAGTGTTGATCACATATGCATGGAGGGGTCTGTACACGTTTGGTAGTAACGATTTTTTAGACTCTCGTGCGATTGTTTTGTTTTTCGCTGCATCGATGAAGGTTTGTTTGGATTTTTTTCCCTCTTTAGGTTTCATGCATGCTTTTATACAACCTGGAAATCTCATTTAATCGCTACAACAATTCGGAGTATGACATGCTACCCAACAAAGTGTTGAAATATCACCTATACCTACCCCCCCTTTCTAGGTTCTTAAAACTATCCAAGTGAAACCCTCTCAGAGTCTGTACATATGGAGGGAGAAAGTCAGGCTTTTTCTGGGTATATTTTGAAAGAACTCGGTATCTGTGTGGCTCCCCTCGTCCCGCTTCTATTTGTCTAGTGGTTGGAAAATGCCCTCCCCACAAGTAGGTTGTGGCTTACGATTCGGTCTTATCTCCATCCCGGATACAACCTTCGTAGGTGATGATTGTAAGATCTGCTCTATTAAGGAAAATGCGCCAGGCGCCTATTCGATCAAAAGTTATGCTCCCTCCCTTTATTTCACCCGTTCTGAAGGACGGCTCGCTCTATCACTCGCTGGCTCGTTCAATCACTCGCTTGGTCAACTTCTTTGTTCTTGGGAAGCCCGAGGTCTCGCGGAAAACAAGTTTCCACTTTAACTCTGTGCCATCAAACAAGTAAACCATCTCTTCATCGACTTCCATGCTAATCATCATGTTCTTCGACTTTACACGGCTAACCCCGCCGCATGTAAGTGTTGATGCGGGACGCAAGGTATGTCCGTGCTGCGTCATAGACTTGGTTGTGAAGGAAGAGCCCGCCCGTCCTAGGTGGTCTCAATTTCGCCCCTATCGTGGCACGAATTAATAAAATGGCAAGAAGAAACTTTGCGGAACACTATTATCCGGGAAGGTATTCGATCTTCCAAACAGTAAACTTAGTCTATAGAAGATTAAGTAGTATCTTTAAGAATCTCGCTATAGAAAATATTCCATTTCCATTATAGTATATGAATGAAAATTAAATAGATTCCGGACCGAAGTAGGAAAAGAAAAAGATGGTAATGGTGATGACGTATGGGATTAGCATAAAGTTTTCTTTCTTTATTAGCTGTACATCTGAAATGTAGATTCGATCCTACAAATTCTCATAGGGAGAGAGAGAAATAGTTACGATTCCTAGAGTAGGCATTCCGGGATTAGGAACTTTTTGTCTCCGTTTTGCTGGAACGTAGGAATGGTTTAGTATCCGCATGCATTCCGTCTGCTTAGTTCTTCTTCCCTCTCTTTCTTTTTTTTTTCCTGGCGTGTGGAATGGAAAACCGATCTCATTCATCAAATTCCTCTTTCTTTTTTAGGGTCAAATTCTTTCTCAAGGACTACGTCTCATACTTCTTTGTAACAGAGTTCATTTTTCTCCTTAAGAACACTCTCATTATTTTCCATAAATGGATGCTTTACAGGACTCTCGTTGCAAACGCACCTATCTCTTCTTTATTAATCTTTCAACCTTCGGCCTCGATCTTTCCATTCTCTTTCTTCTAGGCTTTGGCAAGGAACTCGGCTCTTCTTGCTTGGCAAGTCACACTATGATCCGGCTGTGAATGAATGAATTGGGATATGCATTAGCCAGAGACAGACAGTTTTATTCGAATCACACATTTTATCCGACTCCTTCATTTGCAGCGAAAAGTTGGTAAGAGATGGGGTAGTTTCCAAATAGCATGCGCACCTATCGAGGACTCCATTTATGAGGTGAGATATGGGACAAGACCAACAAAAGCATTACCATAGAGTAGAAAAGCATACTCGAAAGATAGATATATGTATGAAGGAGAGATCGTACGGTGAATTATATGATGCGCCAGGAGGATAAGATGAAGAATAAGGAAGGATACCATATAGATAGAAGAGTTTCATCAGAAGATGGCCCCTCCAGATATCAACCACTTCTCAAGTTCAAACATTATCGGAATGACCAAAAGATTTCATGCTTCCTTCCACATCGCGCCGAATGTGTTACGCTTTTCATTCGTATGGTATAATGATAAAGCACTCCAAAACGTTGGATGGACATAATATTCTCCATGTTCATGAGAGAACTCTAGGAAAGTCTTAAGCGTTTTATAGTTATTATGATATCTCTCCTCGTTAGTCTGCTGGTTAACCATGCATACCACCTTAGACCTGAAGGAAGACCCACCACTATGCAACCCCAAAAAGCATGAGAATATTATCTCTACTAAAAGTCAAGTTGCTCAGCTTCTTTCTCAGATGCATAAGTACATTCGTTTGAATTCGGTCCAAAATGAATGAGTTAAATAGGAGGTGCATAAGCCCTGCCAATGTTTAGTAGGCCGAAGGAAGGACTAAGATATTGCTGCTTTTGCAAGCACATGTGGCGTGGCGGGAACACAGAGCTTTTCCTGTTTTCGACTTAGTAGGCAGGAGCATCCATCATAATATCGAAACTGAAGTCGGTTTTTGACCGCTCTTTTCAAGCCTCCCTCATCAAAGCTAGGCCCGAGAGGCAAATGCACAGGTAGGCGCGCAACGACGCTGTTTCCTATTGTATTCAGAAAAAAACTAATTAAGTACCCGCATACTCGCCGACTTAGTGAGTCGAAAGCAAGGATTCTTTTTGCTTTGTTGTGTGGTAAGTAGTCAAGTTACTAGCAAAGCCGAAGTAAGTAAGGGGTAAGTGTATCAAGCCTACAAGTAAATTGGAATGCGTCAGTCACACCTAGGACATAGAAAGCGAGCGCCCCTTCCTAACCAAGAGGTCTTCCATGTGGTAAAGGATCTGGTCTCTTACCTGTGACTGGTAGGCTACAAATTCTGACAAGCTATAAACAGATCGCAGCGGGCCTCACCTTCAATGGGTGACTTACTTCTGGATATGGATCAGAACTTAGAGATAGAGTTTGGTAGAGGTGTGACTTTTTCAATACCTGAGTAGATGGTTTAGAAAGGAAGTACGTATTAGATAGAGGCTCGTTTTCACTGGCGGGTTAAGACACAAGATGATTTGTTGGTTCGGAAGCTTATGGATCGACTTATTCATAGGGAGATGGGGATGAATTGTCAACCGCTACTCTCGGAAATAGGATTGACTACGGATTCGAGTCATAGCACATGCGATAAGAAAATATGTATTTTGGTCTTGCCAGATTGGAAGGAGTTTAATTTCAATCATTAATTGCTCCTACCGCCCTACCTACCTAATACGAGCTGTACAGAAGTCGACAACAGTATTGGAATAACGTGATGAAAGTTCTCAACTGCCTTGCTTTTTAGCTTTGACGAGAACGAGACAGACCGAGATTTCTGGAAGTGCCTGCCCCGTGTTTTTAGCCAGCCACAGCAGGAAGAATAGGTTTTTTAGCCGGAGTAATAAATATAGGTTTTGACAAATATGGTTACTAGGAATAGAAAGAATCAATTCTCAGATCACTAAGGACTGTGTTACCCTCTATTCTTTCTATCTATCAGTCAACAGCTCTCTTTCGTATACGACATTTAGTACTGAACCTGGCAGAAATCTATCAACCTCCCAGGGAGGAGCTGCGCTCCATGGGAAGGAAGCGTCAAAGAAGCTAAAGAGGGACTCCGATATACGTTATATTTTTCCCCTGAAGCAAAGAAAGAGTACGCCAGTTTCAAATGGAAACGAGCCTGGTCGAGCGAGATTCAACATACTATTGTAAGTCCGCGCTTACTTTACTTCGTAACCTTTCTTTTTCAAACCATGACGTGTAGCAAGGATGGGACCTGATCGCACCACCTCTCTAAACTAGGGTATCAGGGTTGGATCAAATGTTCAAAACATACACTTTTGTCTTGGAAGGCGGTTAACACTTTCTGGATTGACCAGTCGAGCCACTCCATTCTGCTTCTCGAGCTCGAGAGGCCAGCCCGGTTGTTGAGCGAGTAGCGCTCTTTCACTTAGGGCGGATGTTGGGAAGGTGCTAAAGAAATATAAACCGAGTATATTCTTCTCGGATACCGAAAGACAACAGAAGCTAGGTCTTAGGACGAAAGAACGATTACCCTACCCACCAGACTTTTCTTTTCCCACCACTAGTTTTTAGTGAAAAATGAGCAGCTTCTCTAGCCAAAAGATAGACGGGAACAGAAGCAAAGGCATTTTACCGAGTGGCCCCATAACCACCTATGGCAGAGCCAGAAGCATATCTAGTAGCAGACGCAAAGAGAGCATAGCCGGCTAGAGATTAGCAGATCTATATTCACCAGTCCAGTTTAACCTGCTGCATTAGTAGCGGGGATATCGCCTGTAGCAGAGAGGAAGCAAACGATTCATACGTCGTTCCAGGTAAAGCACCACCTGCGGCGAAGTGTGTACATACCTAATGTTCTTACTTTATTAGGCACGAGTAAGCCAGGGTAAAAAGCTGGAGTAGTATAATCCTACGTTAGTACCGCTTCGAGAGCCAGCCCTTTCTGTTGCTTAAGCAGTCGATTATGCTTATTCACTTTAACCCCTCCGGAAGCATAAACTTACCTAGTAAAAGCATTGGTAGCAGAGGCAACATCCCTTCGAAAGGATCCATATCCAGTCCCACCACCACCAAAACACATGCACGCACAGCGATGTAAATGCAAAGAAGAAAATAGTCGTTATGTTATGTAGAACTTTCATCGGCATCAAACTTTTTCTCTAACATTTGTTAGGAGCTTTATCATGTACAACGATTCTGAAAGGTACTAACCTGGAGAATAAACTTGTTCAGAGCAAGAAACTCTGCAAAGAAAAATAGCTACCAGATCAGTGCGCTTTTACATTTCCACCAACATAAAGTTAGAGTAACACTAAAAATAGAATAAATATATCCAGCATAAATAAAATGTATGCACTCCTCCTTCTTCATAGTGCCTTTCTTATCAAAGTAATACATCCTACAAATTACCACAAAGACACCTTCAGATATTCAAAAGCTCATACCATTTTTCATCAATAACGAGATGCTTCAACAAAGAAGTTACATGACAATTTCATTTTGGTACAGCAACATATAAGCACTAGGATACATAATCAGAAATAAAGCAAAATTAAATAGTCAGAAAGAAAGCTCGCTGCGCCCCTCCTTAGCAAAATGAAATAAATAGTCAGAAAGAACGCACGCTGCGCCCCTCCTTTATTAAGTCAAACTTTAATACAAAGAGAAACAAGCACGGCAGGAGTAAACTGAGACATCCGCTGACCCCATAGCATATAGCTGCTATTAGTAACTATTGACATATCGATAAAGATCAGATAATGTGTGTGCCATAAGACTACTACTCTATAGTCAAAGACACTGTAAGTTACTACGCGACCATGACCAGATGGCAAGGCCGCCGGGTGCTCAATAAGCTTGTATCCGTAGCAAGTTAAAGCCTACTAACGGTGTTTAATCAGAAAATATACAGTGAAGAAAGAAATAAAGAAAGAGACCATTTAGAATTATTTATAAGATAGCAGACCAAGTGAGTAACTACTAATAAAAAAGAACAAGGTAGCACTACATCACCAGAAGGTATCATATTCTAAATACACGAACGAACTTTTCAAATTGGAATGTTTATTACCCTTTCTTGGGTGTACGGATTGTGTGCAGGCCCTCCTTAGCACCACATTGACTTTGTCCGTTCATTTCCGTTCGGTGTACGTAACCGTTCATATGCCTTCGGTGTACGGAATAGGTGCTGGTACTTTTCCAGTCCTCTGCATTTATCTGTCTGCTCTGCCTGATAGGTTGGTGAGCCTGTGTTAAGGTCTCAAAAGGATTCACTTAAGATCCTTATTTTTATCACTGGGGTATACTAGCTCTATCAACTCAGATGGGAAGCCGCATCACTACGGACGGGGAGTCTCTAAGTAGCTAATGCTTTCATAGTGAGATAGGAGAATACAAATTAAGTAAAAGGCTCTTTTGGTGACTAGGTCTGGTACGCCAAACTCCGAGAAGACACCGTTCAGATAGGGAGAATCAAGCGAAAAGGCTTCTACTCATATTTTGCAATCAAGCGAAAAGAATGAAATGGCTGAGCGAGAGAGAAGACGCGTGCGCTGAAGGAAGTAGAAAGGAAAGCTATTTTTCTTCAGATAGTATAGTAGCAAAAGGAACGTTAGCTATATGCTTAACACAAGCAAGCAGCACTGTTTTCGTTTTTTCTTTGTAGAAAAGATCGGTGAAAAAGCTATGAACGAGGTAGCCCTTATTTGGGAGAACGCTTAGGTTGCTTCTTTTATACTAAATAGTGTCTTTTTGAAGGATTATCGATTGGGGAGAAATAACTAGTAACCTGGGAGATGGCGATTCTGCACGCTGTGAAGGGGGTATGTGTTACTATCTATGTAATGACTTCCATTAATTTTACTTATTCTTTATCCATACTGACGCATTCCTGTCTGTAGGTGATGGTCACGACAAGACAGTTGCCAACGATGAGGCCAACCCTGACGGTGACAACCGCGACAATCAAGCCGACCAAGCAATGAAAGAAATTACACTATATATGAGTTTCTAGATTTGTATTGGGAGTAGTAAAGTAAAGTATAACCTCTTCAAATAAATATGTATTCGCTGTTCCTGGCCTATAATATGATGTATTCGTTTCTTATTACTCCGATACAGGGGCTTCCTCTTTTCTTCTCACTAGGTGGGTTTAATCGCTTTAAGAGGTATTCCTTCAAGTAGGTGGTCTAGTTTCTGAGGTCAGACTAGGTAAGCTCCCTGGCATAGTCTTTGCTTAGCACTCAGGCTTGGGAGCAAGTAGGGCGAGAGGTATAAAAAATAAAGGAGTATGTCTTATCTTTTCAACCAATGTCTGTTGTTAGGACTAGGTACAGCACCCTATTGCCATTATTTAGTATTCCGCTCTATTGTAAGAAGTAACTTGTGCAAACAATGCTACTGTACTAAGAAATGCGTCTTTCTAGTCCCAAGGAAAAGCCCTATGTCTCCTAATAAAGTACTAACTGTGCGAACTCTCCTAACTCTACTAATAACTCTTCTTTGCTGACCTAGTGCGTTGAACTAAATTAACCAATACCTATTGCTACTCATTAAACAGAAAGTAATACCTACTTGACCTACTGCCTATGCCAGGTTCCTTACTTTACCACCTATGCCAGGGAGTTCCCCACATTGAAATAAAATATCTCTCTCTTCCAAGACGTACTCATAGGTGCTACTAAAGGCTTAGACCTTACCCTCCTATCTCTTGCAAGGAGAGACGCTGCTACTAATACTAGCTTGGTCTGTACAAGGACGGTATCGGAACAGTATCGGAGGTGTAGCTAAGCACGAGGAATGTATATTGTGAAAAGTAGGAAGCTAGTTCCTGGAAGGTACGCCCTTGCGATTTATAGAGAACCGCTTCGCCCCTGGTGAGCCTCACATAAACCAGAGCAGGTTACTTCCTTTCGACATTTCGATTTTGCATCTCTTTCTTTGGTAGCTCGATTTCCGGTTCTGTCTTTTCCGGAATGGGAAGGACAAGTTGAGTTACGAGTCGAATCGGAGGAGGCATGTAACTTGTTGTTGTGTTCAGTTCTTATCTTTCGTAGGGTGACGATTCATTCCTTTCGTAGGGTATGGTGCTTCTCTTTCTTTGTGCCGAGAGAGAAAGCTTCAAGCGGCAAAGATGTGGGTAAGGCGCGTAGCGAAAGGTGTGGGAAGAAAGCGCGAGCTCTTCAATCAGTGAGCATACTTCATGGAAATGTAGGTCTTGTTGCAGCATGGGCGTAAAACGACATCATAGATAAAAAAAAATTATCTCCAAGTACAGTTGGGTTACTTACGAGTTTAATCTGGCGAGGAAAGAAAGAGGGAATGAAAGTTGGTGGAATTAGAGTCGCAAGAGCATACAGGAACGAAGAGCCTGCTTTAGCGAAAGCGAGTCAAGGACGGATCAAACTTTTCTAACAGAACTAGCTCCTCTCAGTAAAAGCATGCACTGATCGCTACTACGCGAAATAAGAATTCTCGGCGGCCTATTACTATGGCCTTCTTGGTCGGATAACTCATCAAGAGGAAAGATGAACAAGATCAATAGCTTGTCCCGCTTGAACTATAAGCGTTGGAATGCTTTCAATGCGCCTGAAAGAGAAAGTCCTTCTTTATCGCTGCGCGCCTTTTAATTTGAGGCCTTTATCCCCGACCCCACGCCCTAGTTTTCTACCTTTATTGGGATTGGCTAATGCCGATTTCCTTCTTAGAGCCCGGTTCGTAAGGCCTCTGAAGCTAATAGATGTGTCAAAGACCGTTGCCAGCTACTGCTAGTCGCAAACAAGCCCTTGAGATATAACCTTCTCTCCCGGGCTAGGAGTGAAATGCCCTCGAGCGACTCGGGGCTAAAAGCCCTAATGAAGAAAAAGAATGGTCCTAAGATTGCCTACTTGATCCGCGACTTTATTCTTCCCAAAAAAAGGAAGGTTTTGCCCTCTTACTATCTTCGGTACTGCTTTTGAGAAGAATGAATCTCAAGTTATATAAAACCTAAGGTTCGGTAGGGGGCGTAGGAACAGATAGCGCTCTTAGTTAGCTTAGGAGCGGAGGTACGAGACAAAAGGGGAGTTTCCCTCGACTAAGCAGTTTCCACTAGACCTTTGGGTAATAGGTTAGTTGTTCCCAGAGGCATTGAGTTATCGCACCGCTGGCGTAGGTTTCACTGCCGGATAAGGTGAATAGGTTGTGGTATTATAACCACATGCAGTGCTTGCACGTTTTTGGAAAATGGTCAATGAGCAATGTGGTGAGAGGTAGATTCAGGAGAGCACCTTGTTTACCGAGTTGCAATTAAGGAGTCCCTCGTGAATCCATGCAAGCGAGTGCTTTTTCCAAAGCACGGGCCCCAAGATCAGAGTGAATCCGGAATCCAACACTTTGCATTTGAGTCAGGGAATCGCACAGCCGCTCGTATGAATCTCGTAGTTTTAAATAAAGCGTAAAACTATGCCAAATCAAAAATTTTAATAAAGTATCCCAGTGAGTAACGTATAATGTTACGAACAAAAGAACGCTTCGCGCCTTCTTTCTGGTGGTGGTTTCTTTTTTGTTTCATGGTTCCATTGTTCTTTAGTAGTATTTTGGTGTTCTCCGAAGCATCTAGCTATTCCGTACGTGCAAAAACCTACTCTCTCGCCTAGACACTCGCCTACCCCACTTATTATACAGGAAATGCTTATCTTTTATCTCCATTCCTTGCATCCGGTGAAAAAGATGCATATCCCGTAGACCCAAGCTAGCTAATAGCCCTTTGTGTACCTAACCTATTTGCTTACCTAATTCAAGCTTACCCAAGTACTTTGCCTATGAAATACGCGAAGAATTCGTTCTCTTAGTCAGCAGCCTATTTCGTTTACCCCAGCTATAAAATAGCCCGGCTAACGCCCTATTTCTTGCTTACCTTTTTACTTGTCCAACAACTCTTTTTTTTCTGAAACTTTAGCTTTTACTTCTTCTCTGGCCTATTCGACGAGAGCAAACCTGGCTTATCTTGCCGAGTACCTCCCATCTCTTGATTAACCGGCTACCTATTCTTTCCGTGTAGATGCCTATTTGGCAAATACTACCGGTGATTAATCTAACCAACCAGTACTTGTAACGCGTTCCCATGCATACAAAACAAACCCCTGGAGTATTACGCATACTCCTTGTCAACCCCCAAATATTCTAACCAGCGAGAACAAGAACACCGCGTGTCTACTCGGCTTGACTTGTTGGCTAGTTTGCACTTTTACTAGGCCTAATAAACCTACCTCCACTTGAATTCCTTTCCATTCATGCATTTCTCACCTATCCGCTATTCCGTTACATGACTATTACAGGCATGTTTACTACTGGCTATTCCGGTGGACAACTAACAAAGAAACCCCTATCTCGGTTATTAAATACGCCTACTTGAGCTACTTGACTTGAAGGCATATACCGGTGCTTTTATACCCGTTACTACTACCTATTATACTACGAAACCTGTCCCATATGCCTATACTACTAAACTTAAAAAAGAAATGGTTCTAATATGCATATCTCTTGAAAAAACACCTTGACATGATTAATGCAACCACCTAGCTCAAGCTTCTACTCCGGGGCTTAGACCTTTTAGACTCACGTGCCAACAACTAGAATACCTGTCCCTGAATGCCTGTCTGTGACTGATCTACGTTACCCATCTCTCTACTTCTCCTCTAAAACTCCTCCATGTGCTCTATCTTCTCTTTCTCATCTCAGATGTCTGTAACTTCTAGTGGCCTTGTCCCTTTTTTTGTACTTGCATATGCCTATTTTTCTACAATTCTCCTTGCCTAAGCTAATAATATCTTTTATTTTTTTGATGTGACCCACGATGCGGCATTCCGACTGCTACAGAAGACGGAATTCTTGCAGCAAGAGCTTGCATTTGATGCTTGTTATCTAATTCCGGGCATCTTTTATTTCATAGAAATTTGGAGTAATATAGTCCTTACGCAAGGGCCAGCCTATCCAACTTTCAGGCATTAAGATACGTTTAAGGCGTGGATGATTCTCATAAGAGATTCCCAACATATCATAAGATTCGCGTTCTTGAAAATCAGCACTTCTCCAAATCCAGAAAACAGACGAGTAAGTGAGTGACCTCATAAATAAAGCGAGGCAGAGGAGCGAACCTCAAAGCCACACACATCCGGGTAAATTGGAAAAAAGCGACAGTAACTGAGCTATGCCCTTGATCAATGAAAAACCCCCCTTCACCACCTAGCTGTCTGAACTAGAGATGCTCAGTATATCGTAACTGTTTGTTATCTCAACTCTCACAATTAATTGTTCAATCGTGAACATGGGGTATGGGAGGATTTCTCTTCAAGTAGTGTGCGGAAAGTTTCATGTTAATATATCAGAGAATAGGGCAGATTTTCCACCGTGGAGGGATCTCACATTGGAGCAAACAGAGATGGATAAAATTGAAGAAGAGCACTACTACGCTTTATTTACTACTTTGAGATCATACGAGAGGCTTTGCAAATCACTTACTAACATTATGAAAAGTATTCGGTTAATGATAAACACTGATGTCTTAACTTTATATATAAGAAAATATGACAGGTTGCCGTTGATGCGGGACTACTGATGCCTACTTATCTATCACGTGTCAGTACTCCACATCTGCGTAGGGCTTTCCAAAGATTCATAAAAAAGAAAGAGTATGTGGATATCAAGTTTACAAGAGTATGGCGAATATTGGATCAACGTGTACAACAAGCTCGGTATGAGAGGTATGTGTGAAAGTTCTATGAAAAGAGCACAAGACGATTTTCTGGTAATGGATTTCGGGTTGCCAACCGGGCACGTGTTCCACACGAAGACCTGCGTCACGTTTGCTTGTGTCAGCGCCTTCGACGTTACCAGATCGTCCACCTAACTCCTCTCTCAACGACTTTTCCTGTTTCAATTGCTCGGACCACTTCACCCCCGCACCCACAAACAGAAACATACACTTTGCATCTTTCTTCCACCTATCCCAAAAGCAACCTTCGGGAATGGAAGCGCCACCCTTCTAGAGAAATTCCCTCTCTCTATCTCTTTCCTCTGTCTCTTGCCCGCCCATCCATACTAGTTGCCAGGTCTATGCTATTAGCTCGAAAAATGGGGAGTCTACCGCTCGCGTAATTGGGGCTCTATTCGAAAGCCATAGGAAAAGTCCTAATTACTTGCCCGGGGAGTCCGAAGACTATCTCGTTGAAGTTCAAGTTGGCTTACATGCGATTTCCTATTAAGTAAGTAAATGTAAGTAACATCAGGTAAAAAATATAGTAGGAGTTACTTCACTAGAATGAAGGAGTCAACCGTCCCACATAAAGCAAATTGGAGATTGTTTTGGTTTCTGGCGCATTTCTGAAGTTAGTAAGCTCTCTGCCCAATTTCGATTTAACGAAAGGTATGTGATTTGTCTTAAAAAGACATCTTTCATAAGTCCTCCGCGTTAAGGCTAAAAGGCTAAGTAAGGGCGCTGATGCCCAGTGGAATACTCCTTTTCTTTTTTCTTTTCTTTTTCTCGTAAATAGTGTCTTTTTTTTTCATGCGTACATCTAGTGTATGTGAGAGATACAGATTGCCCCTAAACCCAAAAGGAGTTTAGGTCCTGTTCGTCGCGCCAGAGCGACCCCACAACAGAAAAGATGGGGTGCGCGTACTAATAGATTAGCGGGCAGAAAATCCCCATATGAGTGGCCACCTACTGCAATCTTACTAGGATGAGCTACCTACAAAAAGAATCAAAGAATGCAGAAGTAAATAAAATGTAAATGTATGGTCTATGTTATATATATAAATATAAAAGAAAATGATAAATATTAAAGTATGGGCGCAGTAAAAAGCGAAGCCAGTCTAAGAACCTGTATAAAGCCCTAAGTGATCTGCTCTACCAGAGTATATTAACTCATGTTCGTTTTATGCACAGGGAAACCCGATACCGCTGCGCCCCACTTCATTCTCCAGAAGAAATGAAGAGGCGAGTTGGAGGATGTTTACGAGGGCGTAGCGAAAGCGAAGGGGGTGAATCTGGGGCGTTTTGGTCTCCGACATGCAATCATATCACCTAACCCTGGTATTTCGAAAAGAAATCGGATTGCTTCGACAAGACAGAGTCGTGTTAAGCTATCCGCGACTTCGAGGAGGACCCCGACGGAAGAGGTTGAAGTGAAACAAACGTTAGAATCTGCGGAAGCTAAAGAGGCCGAATCCTCTCCTTTTTCGAGTGGTGGTAAGCGGGTGGCAGAATGGGCATAGGGGAGGACAAGCGCGGTTGGGAGAGGGCTAGGCTCAACCGCAATGAGTAGGATAGAGAATGAGAACAAGGAGATGTTGGAGTTGATTCCAGTAGCTGTAGCTCTTACTGCCTTAAATAAACCTACGGGTCAAAAGGAGGGGCGTAGCGAGGTGGTCTAAGAAAAATCCAAGATCAGATACGAGATTGGTCCAGATTGAACACCCTATGTTAGAGTTCAACCAGCAAAGGCATAGATCGGCACTAGATGAAAACAATTGAGAGAGCGGAAACACGGTGAACCAGAAAGTTCCGCCCTGCGGCCTCGTTTGCGTTTAGAGTATATTACGAACCACAACCTTTAAAACACTCAGTGCGCCTGGGTCAAGCTCAACTAGAGTAAAGCTTACACTCCACAATCAGACGGTCAAACGGGGAGAGTTGTTGGAAAAGAAACTGGTGAACTCCTTTTAAAGTAGTAAATTACCAACGTTTTGGTTATGGTGGATTAAAGGGCGTAGCGCAATGCCCAAGTCATCTACCTTTTGTCTAAGATTTTTATTATCCATTTAAGTTCTCACGAGCTATGCAAATCCTACCTACCTTGGTTCAGATTTTTTCCATTTCTTCATATATGAGAGAATCCGATCACTCAGGTCTTTCTTTCGCAGTCCCTACTGATGCCTATTTCTTTAGTCTCATTCTGTCAAACTATCAACTCCCGACGAATTCGTTACGAACACTAACGCAAACAACGTTTTTATGTGCATCGCATTCGTTGATGATTGCAGCTTCTTCTCTCGTTATGCACCATTGGGTACGACTGAGGCTTTACTCAGGTATTCCGGGTTCCAGGTATTGATCCCTCTTTACGGCTTCGTAATAATATAAAAGGTTAAATCCAGGTGCTCCTCCTTGTTCTTTTTGGATAGATAAGATTTGTTTACAAGTTGTAGAATAGACATACTCATATGCTTTTTCGGGCAGACGAATAGGCTTTGGCATCTGCGCTCGCTTATTTTTCTAGTGGGTCAGCAAGTCAAGTAAGAGAAGCAATCGTGGGCTTGCTTCTTCTTTCAACACTCTCTTCTCTAGGCCAAGGAAGGGCTTTAGGAGCCAGAGGGCGAAGCTTGAGTGAAAGGAATAACGCAAGGATAAAAGAGTTGGTAGTAATGGTGTGTCTTCTCCGCAGAAGGGATCTGCAGAGAGTTCCAGTACAAAATAGAAAAGTGATGCCGCTTCTACCGCTGACGAGGAAGAAGGAATTAAAGAAGATGACATAATAGACCTAGACAAAGGAGAATTAGAAAAAAAGATATACCTTACATGGATAAGGTCGATTCTTATCAAAGAGAAACAGGTTTGACTGACGCTGTTCAAACAGGAAGGAATAGGTAAACTCCACGGTACCCCTTGCGGTTATGGATTTTCTCAGTTTATCGGAGGTCGGTAGTGGGTGAAAAAAGAACCCGTCTAATTGAATATGCTACCCATAAATCCGTACCTCTCATCATTTCCTGTGCTTCCGGAGGAGCTCGTATGCAAGAAGGAAGTTTGAGCTTAATGCAGATGGCGCAAATTTCTTCGGTTTTATTGGATTTAAAATTAAATAAAAACTTACTTTTAGTGTCACTTCTGACATCGCCTACAACAGGTGGTGTCACAGCCTGTTTTGGAATGCTTGGCGATATAATTATTGGCGAACCAGACGCATATATTGCATTTGCGGGTCAAAGATTTATTGAAGAAGTAATGCAGATCGTTTTACCCGAGGGTGTACAGGAAGCTGAATACTTATTTGAAAAAGGCTCATTGGATTGAATTGTACCGCGTAATCGGTGTTCTTAGAACATTCTTGAAGTTCCACGGTTTCTGTCCTTTGAATAAAAATGAAAAACAAAAGTATTGAATATCAGAAATATAGAAAAAATCCTATATATAAAACTTACACTGTTTTATGGCTTTGTAAACCCAGGACACCCCTGAGAATGGATATAGATGGGAAAAACCGGATCCTTGGCCCATATAACGTAATTCAATAACCTTAGCGGCCTCTACTTTTTTAAACGAATCCACTTTGGTAAGCGAACTTGTACGGGAAAAATCTGGGAATATCTCTTCTGCGGTTTCGACAGTTCCAGGAGCTTTATTGATGTCGTAATTCAGGATGCTTATCCCAACCTACAATCTGCCTTAACGCCCGAATCAAGCTCTGAAGAGAAAGCACATTTCCGGGTTACCTTTTTCGCTTTTAGTGTAGGCGTGCCCTCGTAGACAGGCATTGGTTTTAGAGTGCAAAGGCAGAAGGGAGCTTGACTGCAATACTCACCCGTCGAGCAGGGAAAAAAGTCGGCCTTAGTAATCCCTCCTCTCCTAGTGTAAGGGCGGGCGGTGGCTAAACGTATCAAAGCTACTTACTCTAGGTCAACAAAAAGGCTGATCCACGGGCAGTTTTTTCCCCAACCCAATATTCCTTTTTCTTATTGATTCTCAGAGTATACTGGAGTCAGCCGACAGCTATTTAGTGCTGCTGCCTTTCTCTATCCAATTCATACCTTTGGGCAAGTCAACAATGTCCAGTCAGTCTTATTGAAGCAGACAGTGAACTTCAAAGCAAAAGTGCTACTAGATGAACCTAAGCCCTTTCAACCAAACCAACATTTCATACGACATAAACCATTGAGCTAGCTTGCCGGAAAAGAAGAAAAGAAAGTCATTGCAACAGTAAGCTTGATTGTTGCCAGAATAGAAAGAAGTTGTGAATAAGTTTTCTAGGAGTTTTTTTGATGAAAACCAGCCATCTATAGAAAAGAAGTGACATTGAGAGTTTCAGTCAAAAAACGGATTTGATACCACAGCAGCTAGAAAGATATGTTTATTGAATGCCTTATCGAAGCAAGCTAGCTAGGCATCAGTTTGAACGCGCATCCGTGCGGGCTCACTCCCTTGTTTGTTGCCAGGAGCGACTCACCCCACAAAGTGGGGATAGCGTTTTAGAGCCTCAAGACGCATACCGAGTGCCAAAATGCGATTGAAATTTCGAATTGCTTTCTTCGCTCCGCGATGAGCAGTAAAAATCTTCCTTATCTTTGCAATTTCTATCGAAAGATAGAATGGAAACTCCATCAGTGAAACGATGGGATCTAATGAGTGGGCAACCGTATATCTTTTATTTAGTAAAGCAGTGAATTGCCCAAGAAGGTTAATATACTAGAATTGTTTTCTACTTGTTTTTCCGCCACGAACTTGGGTTGTCCAAAAAAGAATGGAGTCAGCTTGTCATAGTCTCAGCTTTCGTGCATCTGCTAATAATTAGAGGATAAATCTTTCTTTCCTGTCCTACAAGACAGAAAACTTCTTTGCTTGTTTCATCCTTCACAAGGCAACACGAGTTAGTCAACTATATGGTAACATTATTTTCTTTGGCTAGGAGATGTGGAGAAGTCGTTGAATCAGCCTTCGTTCTCAACAGAAAGAGTTTATGCTTTCCTGACGTCTAGTGGGTCAGCTCTCAACTCGATGATCCGGGGTGTACTTGTTGGGTGCAAAGACCTGGATGAGATAACATATGCGGAATTCCAGGCGCTCCGGCGTACACTGCCTTAGCTAACGAAAGCGCGTTGTTCAGGGATGAAAATCCCGAGGGTGGGCGACTCACCTCAACGGACCAATACGGGTCCATTCCTCGAATGCAGGCTCGTACTCCATTGTATTCATGATACTCAGAGTGACATCGTGAACGGGCAGCCACCACATCCTCTATGGCAACAAAAAGAACCCTTCTCTAATTCTCCTCTTAATCCTACCTGTCAGTAAAAATGTTCCTTATTTGCTTAAGCTGAAGAAAAGGTTAGGATAGTGGGTGAGGATAGTGCATGCATAGCATAAGGACTCTTTTGAAGACAAAGAAGATAACACTAGGTTGAGCTCAATCGCATACCTTCAAAGTGATGATCTTAGAATCTTATCGCTAAAGCTAAAAAACATACTACAAACAAGTAGGTCAATCTGGTACGGAATCCAATCACTGGTAGGTTGGCTTGTGAAGGAGTTGCAGGCTGATAAAGCAATAGGCCTATTTCCCACTGATGACCGGCTATTGAAAGCCTCAATTGTAAGATGAAGAAATTAAAAAACAAGGCGCGTGCGCTGACTGAGCATTTGTTTTTTTTTTAGCGCCGACGAAACGACATGGGCGTTGATGCAGTACCAAAATAAAGTATAGGCAAGAAAGTCCGAGTTATCCATTTCAGAATGACTTACTGCGGATTCCATAGAAACAAGTAAATATTAAATCCTCTTATTCAAAGAAAAAGGTAACTCTTTCCTTTCCAGAAAAAGGGTCAGTTCGTTCTTATCAACGGAATCACATACCTCCTTAACTACTAATGTATAGAGCGAAAAGGCTCCTCCATTCATTAACTTAATGCCATTAAAATTTGACAGGTCTTTCACTTCACTAGTTGCCCCTCCCCCATGAGTGGATCAGTTATGGTTTACTTCGATTCCCATTGCTTGCATTCTCCACGCACCCACTATTCGTTAGCAGCGAAAAAGCATCATCATACACTCAATGTCTTAAAAAGACTGCACTTGAGGGCTGCTGCTAGGAGTGGTGAGAAAAGAAAGAACTGGGATTAGCGACTGGCATATGGCTGCCAACTATAAAACAAGCAATGGGGTGAGCGTCATTGCTTACTTTTTACTTTTTTTACGTTCTTCTTTTGCTTGCCTATTTATGCTTTACCCAACGGAATCAAACAAGTTCTACGTTTCTTCTTTTTATGCCAATTCTAAATCCGCATACCTTTCTGCTTCGACTACTAAACTTGTGATTGCTTCTCCCGGCTATTACTCAACACCAGCTTGCCTTGCCGATCCGACTTTTCAAATGACGTCTTATCTTGGTTGGCTACCTATACTAATAATAAAAACTACGTTCTCCGCCTATACGTCAACTACGTCGAATGCATATCTCGAAAGCTTGACTTAACATATTCCTACCCAACCAACTTCTTTGACTGTGATTGACTCCTATCAGCTTTATTTAACCCGAGGGTTTTCTTCTGTATTGTTATAGTGTTGTTGCTTTGCATGAAATCTTTATTGGATGGTTTGCATTGCTGACCCGTGTAGGTTCGTTTTTCGAGTCCACCATAGGATTCAAATTCTCCAGCTCCAACTGGGCTTTCTTTTTCGTTAGTGACTCATTCTTCGTCATACAGTCATGCCGATCGTCTTACCCTTCCTTCCTTTTGAAGGAGAGCTTACTTGGTACTTTCTATAGAGTCAGACATACGTAAGGAATTCATGAATCTTTACCTTGTAGTTGATCTCTCTCCTGAAACGTCATCCCCCGCGATGATGAGACTGAAGTTAGATATTTGGAAACCGAATGACCAAAGGAAGGTCAAAATTCAGACTGAAAAAAAGAAAAAAAGAACAACTGAAAGAAAGACTGAAAGAACTTCAGTCGAAACCACAGTCTAAATAGGAACGGACACTTCGAAAAACCCACATTTTACACTGAAGCCAACTGAGTGAAATACGCATTCAAGAATGACTGAATGGAATAAGGAATAAGCCAGTTCTAATGAAAGAGGGATTATGGATCAAATGGTAAAGCAAAGAGCAAAAGCTCCTGAAACCAGTAGAGAGCTAACGATTTCGCGATTTATCCATCCCTGGAAAAGACACTGAGCCATCGATCTGACAGGATTCTTCCTATAAATTCTTCTCCTAACCCTAATCAAAGAGATTCGACTGGAGCCTGCGAGCCAATTATTGAAAACAATCAATATCTTATTCAAAAGCCAGTTCTAGGCCTTTAGAAGAGTCTATCTCAATCAGAAGTAAGAAGAATGGATTTGCTTACTCAGATTATGAAAGTATAATATGCTTTTTCTCTGGGCAAGCAGTGCAGTCTATCCCAGCAGTGTCTTTGAGTTTGAAAGCGTTTTTCATGCCAAATGCTAAAGGGTAGAGTCGTAGCTCCCCTGCTTTTCTTTCGAGTGCTCCTTCTTAGCCAGCTGATGCTTCTCTAAAGTCAACTTACTCTCTAGAGACTTTCATGCCCTCTCTTCCGCCTGTCAGTCTTTCGCCCTGCAGTTTAAGTTCGACGTTCCTTCGTGTCAACCGATCTCTGAGATACCTCAGAGGTAATGGAAATCGGGACATGGGCTAGCCGTCACCTGACGAAAAGATACCCACTAGGTTTCCTACTTTGTACAACTCGCGAGCATGGAAATAAGCCCACCTTTCAAGAAGATCTTGCGACTGGAGCTCGGTTTTCATTCCCCGAAGTCTACATCTAGTCCAGAAAAAAATAGAGCTAATATGCCAAACACTTATCATTCTATGGAGCCGACCCAACCAAATAAGCTAATCCATTCTCCCCAAACAAAGCAATAAAGAGTTTCTCCCTTTCTTTATACACTCTCCAACCCTGAATATGTTGAAATATATGGAATTGGGCAAACAAATGAAGTCAGTCTCATATGGCATTACCTGTCCCAACTCTAGCATTAAAACTAGTAAGCCTATCCCAACTCTAGCATTAAAACTCGTCAGATAAGAGGGGGCGCACCCAACAGAAAGGTTTCTATAATTTCAAAGCAATAAGCAAGGCCGCAGGATAATGAGATATATCCCAGCAGCCTTGTAACGAAAGGAAGCTCTCGAGTCTGTCCTTACTTACCCAGGATCAGAATTTGCTTCTCTAGAAGAAGAGTGGCTGTGGGCGGGCGGACTCTAACCTTGATGAGGAAGAGAAAGAACTGGGAGTATGAGGACCACTAAAAGGGATATCCTTGGCTTATTTAAATTTCTGGGCTACCAGTCAAATCATAATTATTTAATTTGTGGTACCACTTGTGAAGTAAGAAACCAGCACATTATTGCATATATAATGCAAACTCGATTCTTTCTTCTCTTCCTTCCAATAGCAACATATATAAGTGTTATAAGCGATTTTATTACCCGATATGAAGCCATCTATACGGAGTATGCTTTCGTACCGTTCCCGATCGCATATCTCCGTAACAGAACTACGTGGATAAATCCCGAATCTCCCATAAAGAGAGTTCATGAGGATTTTTTATACGAAGGAAAGCCCATCGTTGCCCTTTTGTTTAGCAAGGATTATTTTATTTTAAAGCGTGCTTACGAAGCTGTCAAAGACGCCGTAGCCCTTTTAATATAGATATCCCCTCGGAGGTTAAACTTCATATCCAACAGACTGGGCTAACTTGAGTTCCGAGCTATAGTAAACACCGAAGAACCTCCCAGTAGGAAAGATAAGTGCACTTCTGTCTCGACTCCTATAAGGGAGCAATGGCCTCTTTATGAAAGCTGGGCAGTCTATGTACGCCTCTCAAAATCCATGCTCGCCCTCTAGCGGTCTGCCTTTTCAATTACCGACCCACTTTGCCTTTCCTATTGGCATTGGGCTCTCCTGAATAACTGCAGGATACAAGGAGTTGATATCATAGTAATGCGGATCAAAGCCATATGGAAGAAATACGTCAGCATGCCCACCGTAGTAGCCACTTCGAATGAAGCGATCCTCGTTCGGTGAAGGAATAGATATAGGATGCTCTTTCTCATTGGGCGAATGCCATACGAAATCTAGTTAATGCCAGTGATGAGAGAGTTATCCGAGTGCTGATATCAATCCCTTACTCAGAAAAGATTAGATCTTGCGAATTACGCATAATACCGCCTAATAAGAAGATCTCCTGTCTCATATAATCCAGCAACTCAGCCGCACGCGCCTTAAGATTGTTCAGCCCTACCGAGGAATGCTCCACCTCACCCTCGGCACCCAAGTACGGAAAAGCATAGATCCTTGCCTAGGCTGTTTAGGCTACGTGGTATAAGCTTCAACGAATCCCTAAAGAAGAAGCTATGTCTTTGTGAGTAGAAGACTTTTAGCCCGTATAGCTCTCCATTGATTATTTAAGTAAAATTGCTGCATCATTTGAAAGGACCGATCTAGGTCTTTTAGAGCCGCCGCCTTCTTGTGCAAGTAATATATTCTCGCCGCTGACCTCGAAGAAAGCCACTCTGATTTGACGATATTAGCTTTGGTAGAATGAGTGCCAATCTCTTAGCCAAGACCTTGTTGTACAGAGGCTAATTGGTCAGAAGAAAGTCCAATGGTCGGACTTGGGTAAAGAAGGTGGTTGATGTGATCCCCTTGGGCAAGGCAGATCCAGCAACGAAATCCTTAACTGCTTCAAATATATCTTATTAGACAATATTTCAAGCAGCTTTGATAAAACAATGATGAAAAGCCATCTGGTCCTGCAAGACTCTATAGATATAGAAAAGACCGCATCCTCTACTTGTTGAGGGGTTGGCGAGATACATAGCATCTGATTATCCTCATCTGTCACTAAGGCGGGTAATTAATTCATTATTGAACTTAGATAAATAAAAATGCTCTGCAGTAAGTTAATTTGAAAAAAAGTTGACTGCCGAAGCTTGAATCCATTGCGGATCCTCAATGAGAGTATCATCCTCATTTATCTGAAATATATGGCTTCGTATTTTTCATTGACATGTGAGAAAACTTTCTCTTCCTTCGATTAGGTATCGAATTCCTCTGCCAATAAAAGTATTCAATACTCAAAACCATATTGAACTTCGCATAAGCTTGGTGCATTGGTGCCGTCTTACTCAAAGAGGGACGGGATCATTTATGCTATTTCACGGCTGGCTGGAAAAGGAAGCACGCAAGAAAGCTACTCGACTAGTTAAGCCTTTTCTTTCAGCAGAAAGAATAGAAGAAGGTTCTCCGCATAGGCTAAAGAGCATGCTTCCCCAATACTCAGGTATCTCATCGAGCGAGCATTCTCTTCATAGCATTGTCGCATAAAAAAACATCTTTCAGAGGCTAAGCCACGGCCCTCCTAGAATTCCTATTCGTCTACGCCGCTTACACCTCCTCTCCGGTTAGGGTCCGACCGGTGCTATTGTCAGTGTGTGCCCCTTTCCTTTTTACACCATGTCATTGCTGGCCATTGTACTTTAGCGATTGCTAGCGACATATGCCCGAAATAGACCATAGCACACCTTCTGTTTAACATAGTGACTGCACCTCCCTCCATTTGAAATTTTGAGCCCTATCTCAGTTATTCATCTCTTTCACCAAGAGCCTCACCTGCTCTTTTGGTAAACCGTGGCTTCTTCCCCCAACCCAACAAATTAGCCTTTTTAAAATCCAATTGAGATGTTTGGCGGTTTCTCTTCTTCATCAATTAGGTGTGCAAAGTGTTTTTTGACTCAATTCTTTTCTAAATTGTCTCAACCTTTTCAACACAGCTCTTTCAATTCTTTTTCAAAAGGAGAGAAAGACCAAGCTAATCAATCAAGGCAAGTCGCATTCTCCACGGGGGGGCAATCTTCTTGCACTTAGAGTTGGGCATCAGAGGTGCTAGTTCATCTCTCTTCTTTCTTCCTCTTCCTTCCGCTCCCTGCCCTTCTCTTTGATTTCAAAGGAGGTTTTAATTAAACCCCAATAGGTGTGCAATTAACCAACTCCCGAACTTGAATTTCAGAGGCACCTCTTCCGCCTCTTTAATAAACATTTCCCGGAGGATTGAAGGAAAGTTTTGCTTGTAATACTTGCTCCACCGGCTCCTGTTGCTTTCGTTTCCTTCTCTCTTCATGAGCCAATAGTGAACCATTTAATTCGTCAATAGTCATGGACTCTATGTCCTGCCGACTCTGCAATCGCCACCACTACATGACTGAATTAGGCATTGAGAGAGCGTAGAATCTTCTCTACTACCCGCACATCTTCAACACTTTCACCGAGCCGCTTCATTTGATTCACCACCACCAACACTCTAGTGAAATATTATTTTATGAATGAGCTCATTCTCCTTCATCAACAATGACTAAAACTAAGCCCTTAGAGTAGGAAGTCGCACTTTCTTCACCTTATAAACTCCCACCACAGAATTGAAAAGAATTTCCCATGCATCCTTGGCTTTTGTAGCATTGGCTATCTTTTCGAACATGTCATCATCTAACCCAACAAGCAACGGCGCTAACGTGCATCCATTTTATTGCTTGAAGCTTACCAATTGATCATGAACATCGTAATGCCTTGCAGAAAGATATTTATCTTGATGGAAAGGGAGGCGCCGAAGAGAGAGCGCCAAGAGATCGATGTTGCTTGCTCTTGTTTTAAAGGATCAGAAGAGTTGGAATGCGAGCGTGTTACCTTTAGTAAGTGAGAAAACTCTTTTCTTCCTTATAGCCCATTCTTTGCCATTGCATCTTTTGTAGGCATATCCACAGCTGTTAGCTCAGTTAGCTCAAAGGGACCCGTAAAGGTCACTCAATAGGAATTCTGTCTTGAGTCTGTCTTTACTTTTACTCTTTCCGGCGGTATCGTCTATAAAGAAAAAGTCGTTTATTAGGTAGGGAGAACGTCAAGGCGATGAAAGAAAAAGCCTTTACTCTGCTACTTATAATGTCCTGCAAGAGGATTAGCTAAAAGGAAAGCACTTTAAGTAAGCGATGAGTGCCGCCCTAGCGAGGACTATACTTCTCTAAAGAGAATGAAAGTTTCAGTCCTACGCCTGAAAATAAAGCCTTCGATAGTGGTTAGAGGCCGCGAGTAATCAATTCCTATGTTCAGTCCATAGAAAGAAGTCTATTGTAGCTCAGCAACTTGGCGCCAAGCTTCGACCTTCGTTCTCTGGTTTGAGCTTAGATATCCCATGGAGGAACTGATTGATTCTCGTAAGTAACGTAGCTACTGCCCTTAAATACATTCTTTATTTCTATCTTTTTCGATGTTGAAATAGAAAATAATGCAAAGTGTCAAATGTTGGTTGTAAGGGCTTGTTGGATAGCCAAGGAAGTGCCTGTTACGGGTTTTGTTACCATTGTTTCTATGGTTGTCCTCTTATAGTCTTTTGGGCGTCCTCCTTCATGGTCGTCCTTTCACATATCCTTTTATAAATTATAACAACTTATCGACTCAATCTTTCCAACTCCCCTTATGTCAGTCTTATGTTAAAATAGTCCCGAGTGGTGTGACACAGACTTCAATTCTATTCGTAATACTTATTCTCATCCTTAATCTCATACACCTCCACTTGGGGTAATGCAACTCGTGGTCATTTTTTATTTTTCTTACTATTATATCAAAGGCCTATTATATCATATATCACTGTGAGAGGAAGGTAAGTCTTTTAGATGGGTTTTGACTTCTCCCCCGTATTGCGCTCGTACTTGGCCAACACTTATTAAACTGGTACCCTCCACACCCATTAACAACGAATAGAATGAACGGCCAAAGAAAGAGTTTATACTCTACGGAAAACTTTCAACAAAGTTCTAAAGGGAGTAAGAGTCGTGAGCCTTATAAGGGATTAATAACGGCTACTCATGAATACATGGAAGGTGTCCCAATTCAGCTAGTGGATCTACACTGTCTGGCTGTGATGGATCTGATAAATACACATGTATACCCTTTACTGGTAGGTTAAGGGAAATTTACTATTAGTCTGACTGTCCGGGAGAACGATGACGAACAAACACGGCATAAATATGAAGAATACACGTTTACTATTGGGACTGGTATACCATTGACTGAACACAGCGGAGCCCTAATACCTAAGTCAGAGGTTTCTGGTGATATATATGACCAGATAGAGAGTGTTCAGCTAAAGTATGAACATAGTCTCGTACTAGCTGTACATATCAGAGCTTACGTGGGTGGACATACGAGGGGCGGGCTTTGTCGACCCTCAATAGAGGAGCGAAAAAAGTAACTGGAATCGATCCTTCAAGCAAGATCGCGGAATGCGGGAAAAAGGAGAACTCAGCTAAAGCTTTCTTTACTAAAGAAGCCATCTTTCCTAATCAAGCAGCTACCTAATAAGCTTGTGCTGGATGTACTGGCATGGAGAAGGAAGGAAGTCAAACTTTTCTATTATAGCTCAAGCTCGTGCAAAGATATATTCAAGTGAAAAAGCAACTGAGAAATCGGAAAGCAGACATCTCTATCTAACTTTTCAAGTCAACAGAGGAAAGCGTGCTGGGCTCATACCAAAGTCAGTAGACGTTTCACTTTTCAATGCTACTCGAAAGTGCACGAAATCCAAGTATTCAATTCTAGCAACTGATAAAGCTCCAGTTCGAAAGTCAATTTCCCTAGCAAATTCAGTTAAATCAAGAAATGCACCAAAAGTAGGTGGTACGTCTTCCTCGGCGCTATGTTGTAGTGAATTTCAGAATATGGTGCACTTACCTAAATACCCGGGCAAAACACAGAGTTTGCTTCCTCCCTCCCTGCTCGCCCAACATCAATAGTTTCGGTCGTAGCGGCACCAGAAGAGTATTCCGATACATATGCCTACCTATTTCTTTGATATGCCTCTCTGGAGTTTGCTTAGGAACTCACTGACTCTAGGTTCTTAACTTTTCTCACTTGTGAGGGATAAATACTCCAATTTTTTCTTTGCCTGGACAGCCCAAGCAAGCCAGTGCTCCTGCTCACTTGACATCTTCTATTTGGTCATTCGTCAAAGAAAAAGAAGAAGTTTTAGCACCCGAACCAAGATCTGTGGAAAGAAATCGAGACTCACCCAACTATGGAGAAGTGCCCACCTGGTAAGGAATCATATCTTTAAAGCTCCTCTTTGTGTTTTGAGGTAAGAAGTCCGTTGCTGAGGAAAAGAAGAGAAAAGACATCTTGCTTTTTTAGGTCGTATTCCCTTCTCCCGCTCTAGACCACATAAGCCACTACAAGTGTTGGGGTTGGTGGCCTCGACCCAGAAGGAGAGTTGGAACTAAGTAAGCCCTACTTCTCGATGGTGTAAGAAACTCAATCTTCATAGATTAGTGAACCGAAAGAAAGGAAGGACAATAGCATTTCCATCTCAAGGAAAGCAAAGGTTTGAGCAGGATGGCAGAACGTCTTCCTCGTCTCTTTCGTGGGGTGGAACTGGACACCGATGCAAAATGTATCTAGGCAGTGAAAGAAAAAATCCAACCTGGTTTGAAATAGCAAGCGAAAGAAATACGAAGGGTGCCCGTTTCAAGAATTGACTCTCACTGATCAGATTGCAGTTTGACTCCACCGACTCTGAATTGCTCCCATCTCCACTATCTATGTCTTAGGCTCTACACTCCTAACGTTACGAGCTCGAACATTCACGAGGGCTGATTGAACTACTTACTTCGGGCGCAATCGGTGAACTTCTTTCCTTTACTTTCTTTTCAGCACTTGCTTTTCCTTTTCAGTTCTTCATTTGAATTTGTTAAATACGCTTTTCAGCACTAAACAGTTCACTTTCGATTTCCAGTTCACTTGAGACTAGTTCTTTCGCTTTGCAGCACTTGCGCTATTGGCTCATTTAGAATTTGTTCATTGCTTATATCCCTTGTAAACTTGATTTTCGAATAAGCAGTGAAATAAGCTATTTGTACTGTTGTCTTTGACTTTTCTTTACTTTAGATTTATTTCTTCTTTTGCATTGAGGGTCTGCAGTACGAATTGGCGGAAAGAGATCCGTATGCTTTCTTTCATAAAGAGTATGGAGCTAGGGATTTAAATTCTTACTCAATTCTTACTATCACGCAAGGAGCCTATAGGAGAGAAGTTCTCGAAAGTCGATGAGCCTTAGTCTAGTCCTATATGGGGTGGGAAAAGCTTTTCAACTCTACCTCAGAAGGAACGCTCACCACAAGGATACTTCAACAATAACTCCTACTCCCTCAACGGATTTATTTTTCTGCAACTGGCTTGCACGCAAAGACAGCAAAAGAGTACTTTTTTGATGGGCGAATAGCACTTTATTCAGTTAACTAGAGATTTTCACTAGAGATTGAGAACAATAAACACAATAAGCTTTTATTTCCTGGCTTGCCTATAGTCGAAGTAATGATGAACAACCAAGTCCACAAGTTAAAAACAAAGATCTGAACAAGGAATGTTGAACACTTTGTTCTCGGGGCATAGTTCCTCTGAAATCAATGCATGTTTAGAAATTCGTGATAACTACTTGTTTTTTGGGGGAGTGCAAAATGCTTCATTCTCACACTTTTCACCTTACTATGATGGTCGCGTTTGACCAGGTCCAAGTGGGTCCGTAGGTAAGGATTTCCTACTGTGAACTAAGTCCTGGCAGATAACAGGTTAAGAACTCCCGCTTTCTACGGGAAGTGCTGGTACCAGAATGCGATAGCAGAAGCTTTTAGGCAAGAATAATCGTTTCCATTATTTGTAGTTGAAGAACTTGTATACGAAATTATATATATAGTTGTTGCTCCGGTGCATTTCGTTCTTTTCTTTCTGTTAGTCAAACGTTTGCAGTAACTCACTACTCAAACAACTAATTGCTTCTATTATAGGCGGCTTGCGCTCTTCGTAATCCGTGAGAGTTAGGCCGCAGGAGGCGGGATGTGTTTTTTCAAAAGGAACTGACTGAGCGCTGTCAAAGCAGAAATCAAGAGAGATACGAACGACGAACTTCATTTACGAAGTGTGAAGCATGCATATAGCGCACTTACTTTTGCAACAAGGGCTCGCTCTCTATCTATATATGATAATCCGCGTCAATTCCAAGTAAGTGGGACCGACCTTCTTTCTTTCTGTTAAAAACCTTTTCCAACCCCTGACTTTCCTTTTGCCTACTTCTTGCTCACTGGCACCCTTGGCTCTCCTTAGCGGCCTTATGCTACGAAAAAGCAGAAGAGTCTCTAATCATATTACTCACCACAGACAGCGTACTTGTGGGCATCACAGAATGCCCCTTAATGGAAAGAGAAAAAGCTTAATACGAGAACATAGGCGCGCAGCGGCGCGCAGCGTTTCAGTTTAACAAGAGAGGAGTACCCGGGTGGATAGTCCGACCGAGTAAGCTAATATAAAAGAATGGATATGGAACTTTAGTATTTACTTGAAGGACTTGATTCTTTCAAGGTATGCTGAACGATAGATTTGCTTTCCTGATCGAATCAATCCCGATCAATCTATAATCTTTCTTTGGCACAAGACCGGTAGTGTAGTACTTTAATTCAATTCATTAAGTAAACCGACCTTGTTCAACTCCTTATTCACTAGGGCGGGCTCCTTTCCTTAGCCACTGTGCCTTGTTCTGGAACAAGTATGAGAAAGATCAATAAAGCGATCACTCAGCAATGACTTCCTATCCCTTTGGGGAATCCCCCTGTCTTCGGCATGAAAACACTATGTGCTACCCACTAGACTCAAGGGCCCTAAGACATGAGATATTACTCATTAACACTGTGCCAATTTCATTAATGATATTATATTAGTTTTAGTATATGATCTTATCAGCTTACTCATTTAGACTGCTACATCTGCCTTTTCTTTTTTAAAATCAACGGAGCGTTGGAGAAAAGCTTTCATCTTCTCCACTTATTGCAAAGATTAGGGAAAAGCAGCCGATTAATCTGCAAACCCTACTCGACCCTTCGTTGCCGTCCCTTTCGTATAGCATTTGATGCGTCAACCAGTGGCCAGTTGATCATTAAATCTCTCTGGCCTAAGAGAAGTGCATTCCCTATAGGTTAAGCAGCATCCATAACTCTAGTAATCGGGCGGGAGGTGTATCGCGAGTTTACGGCCTATCCCCCAGGCCTGATTCCAAGGGTTCACTCACCGATGCAAAAGATTATCCCAGGGGAAGATGGTTCAGTGAGCCTACCTCTTTCGTCTGCAAATCCCTCTTCTTGTGCTTAGGCCAATGCCGAAAGATACAATGCACTACTTCTCTCTGGAATAGATTGATGTATGCGAAGGTAGACAGTTCGTAGTCCAATCGGGGTGCTTATGAGCATTGAAATTCTTTAATCGATGGGTTGCCGGTGGCCCTTTCTCATCTCAATAAGGATGCTTCGGTCGAGGAGCGGTTTCCACCTAGCCGCCTTTCGTCTCGGTTCTATTCGAGTAATTCTTAGGGACCGATTAAAGGCAAGCAACTTAACTCCGCCTGTTTGTTTGACAAATGCGTGTGTCTTTCCTCTGCCGCCCGCTTGCATATTACAGAAAGGTCAAGTTCCTCATTGGATTACCTTGTGCTAGGAATTCCATTGAAAACCTCTTGCACACAGCTAGGTATCAGCACAGTGATGGCCTTCACTTCCCCTTGCGTCTCCATGTTCCAATCCACCCGTCTTGAGAGAGCATCGGCTGTTTTCTTCTCAAACCCTTTTTTTATATTGTATGGTGATTCAAAGACCTAACAGCTTGCTAAGGCCTCTGTGCAGTATGGAATGGGTGTTTTTCTTTTTTCTATGTTGGGGACACTGAACAAGATCAAAGCTTTCTTCAAAGAAATAGGTCCGAAAAATAAGAAGATGATTACTAAAGTAGGAACCCGCCCACCGATAATAGCCTGCACCGCAGATCGTCGACATGGCTTCTCTCAGAACTATTGAGAGGACCAGAAATTCAAGGAATGTTAGAATTTTCTAATTATAACATCGTACTTGACCTTCACATCCATTAGTGACAAGCACCCAGACTTGTGCATGGCGCAGATAGTCAGAGTGAAAGCGTCTTAAATGGGGTTTTCTCTTTCCACCTTACCTTAATGGAGCGGGAATGGGAGATAAGCTTCCGAGCCCGAGGAGAAACTCTGAAATAGGAGCCAAAGTGGAGATATGTGCTATGGGAGCTGAGAATACGGTGGGAGCGCCATTGCCTGGAACGCTTTTATATGGAGTGACTTCAACCCGTCACGCATGAAAGTGCCAATGGATTTCTTTACTACAACTCGGAGTCGAATTGCACCTTTGCAAGTGGGGACCAACCATAGAGCTCGAGTTCTAGCCAACTATGTATACGAATACTTGAAAAGAGAAGTTAAGAAAGAATTTATTATTCGCTTTCTCTTTCACTAGTGGTCAAAGCCCATCCATCCTTAGAGACTACTGCCTTACTTTAAAGAACTCACTAGGGCTAGCTTATTTTCATGGGGCTAGGTTATTCAGCTTGCTGACAAGATTAGTGCTTCCCGGGCGGCTCTTGTCTAAAGAAATTGCTTAGGGAGTGTAAAATCCTACCATTGCTTACCAGCGTGATGGTGACTCGATTTATCTCTACTTGCTAACCGCAGTTCATGAGGCAATAAGTTCATAGTAGATGGAAATCCCCTACTCCGATAAAGAAAGACTTTATTATAGCCATAGTATAGTTCAGGTAGCTAGATTCCGTACGTAAACCCTTTTCGTCTAAGTTCTGAGAGCTAAGATCGTTGCAAAGTGGTATCAGAGCAACAAGATCACAGCTGGGAAAGCCACGCACTACCAAGGCAAGAAACTCAAGAATGGCGAAAACTCGGAGCAACTCATCGCCTGAGCATATGCAACTCGATCTTGCCACACTCAATGAGAAATATAAAAAATCAGAATCATCTCAAGGAGAGATGAGCAACAGATTGGAGAAATTCGAAGATCAGATGGCATTCACCGCCTAGTCAGATACCTACCTAGCTCTCTATAATAAGCCTTTGCTATGACTTTCATTTGATGTCGGATTTTTCTTTTTCATAGGCTCTTCTCTTTTGCTTCCCTTATTGTACAACAAGCATTCCCATATCCAGTCCTCCTCCATGCATTAAAATATTCAGTCCTACATGGATTAGCACTACACAAATATACAAAGATTCCAGGCGCGCAGCGTGGATTGACCCTGATAAGGTAATGCTTGCCAGTCATGTACCAATTCCCTTATAGTAAACTAGCTTTATCTTCTCTCTAATAGACCCTCGTCAAGCTTAGACTACCTACCCTCACTAACGAGTCAAACTTCGGTAAGAAAGAAGTGTATGAATTGAATCACTTCGTGCCTGTCCTATGGTCTTACCCAGAAGTCCCCCTATCCTAGATCTTTATTGTATTAAGAGTAAGAGTCTTCGCTTCGCGCCTTAGTCTTCGCTGCGCGCCTTATTAGAACAAGCAATTCAATTCCCAAATACTACTCGAATCAGTTACTTCTAGTGCTTATGGAAAACTGAGTGACTCCGCCATAAATCTTAGTTGGTAAACTCGACTCTCTAGTAGGAAATACTCATATAGGAAGCACTTACTCATATCGATGGGCACTACTTACTCATATCAGAGCTACTTACTAATATTGTACTTGCTTTTAAGGGGGGGCTACTTTCTCACCCATACCCATCAATACCACCGGAAGATCTTCCGCATCTTTTGCCTTATTTTCCGCTTATTCTAGAATAACCATGAGGAGAACGCTCCGCGCCTTCATTGGTCGGTCGCTTGCTTAACCTCTTCTCTCTTGTTGACCTTTGAAGTTGGTAGTAGGCAAAGGCTACTACTAAGAGGGGTAATACAAGGTTGAGTTGCTAGGGTGACAAGCAGGGTTTGTGTTTTTGCTTCGTATTCCATTACTTTCATTTTATCTCTACCGATTCATCTTCTCACGACCAGAACAACAAGAACTCTAAGTACCGAATCGATCACGTCTGGGGAAGTGAACAGTTAAGCTCTCAAAGTTCTATCTAGTTACATACCCTCAACCACAATCAAAGAATTGATTTAGCTACGCCCACAAGTCGAACAATATCAAGCTAGTCTAGGAAAAGAAGGCAGTAAGACTATTGCTCCGCTTAAACAATCTGGAGGTTTCTGAATTGGACTCAGAACTCGATCATCCATCCAAAAAAACACTGGATCCAATGAAATGGAAAGAAAGGCAAACTTACTCCTCCTCGTTTTATATGAGTAGTTAGGCCAACCTAAAGAATACCTCTTTGTTGTCCAACTCTTCTTTTTCACTAACATATTGACTTACTTACTGAGAGAAATTACTCTAGTGATTAGTCCGGTCTATTTCGTAAATGCAAGTCCGCACCTCAATCAAGTGGTTAGTACAGTGAGTGAGGAGGTAATTTCCTTGCTTTTCCATATTCACCTATTTCTTTATGTGTGTGTACCGGAGTGTGCTCATTTCCGAGACCTGTTCATTAACGAGGAGATACTCTCAATCACTCTTGCCCGGAAGAAGAGCAAAGTTCGAATGTTCCAACTCATTAGCATTTCGGCATGGGATTACTTCTTAATTTAACATTTCCAAAAGGAAGGCTTTTGCTTACTTTTCCTTCCTTACAAAAAGAATATCCCCGTGAGTTAGTGCATGCGACCGTATCTTTTTGTACCTTCTTCCATTTCCTATGTATCAATCAGTAGGAGGAATTTGACCAGAAAGATTTGACTGACTGAGTTCATCTACTGGCTTGCTAAATTTCTAGTAAGTAGCTGAACTTCGAGGGAATTACTAAAATAGCAGCTCTTTTGCTTTCCAGCCAGAAAGTGTGCGAGCGAGCTAAGCAAGCTACTTGATCTTTCCACAGAAAATTACTTGAATTACCTGACTGAAAGCGCGGTGTGTTCTTCTAAGAGAATTGGTGTTTAGTAGTTGAACATACTCGGGGACCTGACTTATTGGAGACAGAAATCATTGACTTGCTGCTTTTTCTACTCTTATGGGAGGGTGTTACCTTACTGAGAGAAGGAACACAGAGAAATAGCCCAAGAAAGAGGTGAGGAAAAAAGTGAAGGTGCGCAGGCTGCAGATCGGCGAACCACTTGAGGATAAACCCTATCATACATACCCCTGGACTTTGTTTAGTTCATTACTTAGCCCCATATTTCCTTTCCATGCGGGAGGATTGTCAACACTCTTACCTGGCCTTTCCTTAGGTCATCCCCCATTATAGATAGGGACTGGGACTAGAATTACCAACTATTGCAGCATTTGGAGTTAGTTAATTTGCTTAGCGCATTTCCCTTAAGTAAGTAAGTTGGTTTAGAGAATTCCCTGGCTTTTTTTAGTTACAGAGAGCCTGGCTGCTTGTTCAAATTACCTCGAACAATGAATGCCCTTTCATTTCATCCATGTATGTCTCTAAAGAAGCTTATTTTCCCAAAAGATATAATACGCTTGGGTGGGCGGTACGGTAGGTATATTGTCATATTGGTTTGAGTGAATGCCCGCCCTTGTTCATATTGTCGATGGAGGCCCACGCTTGATAATAGCTTGATTGAGCACTGGCTTTTCCTATCTACTTTACCAATTTATATAGAATAGGGCTTATTTACCGCTTGATTGCTATCACCGACCGGACTAGCCTGGCTATATATAGTATGAAATCCCCCGTTCTGCCTTCATCTGCTACCTGAGCTTGCATTTCAAGAGGGGAGGTCCGTCCTTACAAAACAAAATGACATAATAAATATAAATATGTTTTCTTTTCATACACTTTTGCATATGAAAAGTGAGTTCATTTCCTCGTACACTTTGATTGGCGGATTGCCTGCCAGCCACTATTGTCATATAGCGATGAAAGCCCTAACTCAACTTCTTCTTCCCTCATACGAGCAAAAACAATGTTAACCCGTCCTAGTGGTCTAGTTTGGGGGGAAAGTGAAGTCAAAAAGTATGGGAATAGAGGAGTAAAATCCCTACAGGGCTGGGCTTACGCATTTCTTTGCCTTGCATTTCTTTCCTACACCTTTGAATTAATTTCAAGAATTGTATAGCTGTTAGGGAATTAGACTGGATCTGTCCACTGAACCACTTCAACTACCTGGCTGAAAAACGGAGCAAAAAGTCTCGGGGAAGACTGGGGAAAACCCGCAAACCTTTGGCATGGCATGTTACCGGAAATTACCACACTCAAACAAATAAGTAAAGTACCTTTTACTTACTGGATTTACTTTCATTCCCAACTACTAGATTGACTTGGTCACACATTCTCTCTCTCCTCGGAGCTTTTCCTATTTTACTTTGATGTGGGTCTTTAGTTGAGGATTAGAAGTCTGACGTTGGAAGAGTAGTTTTATGAAAAATAGAAGTTTCACTTTAGGTCCAATTTTCCATCTTTCTACAAAGTATAGGCACCAGCTATACTTTATGACCTTTAGTTTAGATATTAAACTTTTTGACTGGCACAAGGGGAAGTTTAGCCATTTGGCAGAAAACCAGTTTACTGGTAAATGGATAAATTGAACCAGTTTATAGCACTAGCAGCTCTTAGAAAATCGATCTATACTAGACGAGATGCCGGTGCCATTAAACTAGCTGCCAGAATGAGTTCAAGAGATTAGAATCCAGGTAGTGAAGTGACCAGAGGGGAAAGAATCATTACATTCACTTGTGAAACTGCTAAGAAGAATAGCTAGTCTTTGGATGGGAGTCCGAGTTAAAAGAGTAAGGGATCGGTGATATAATTTTATACCGAAAGGGATGAAATGGAAAGAAGGAAGAAGTATGCAGTGTTTTTTTGTGTGTGGTATTGATGGAGCCAGAATCGAAAGATTCACTCTCTACTAAGAATGAACTGAATGTAGTCCCTCTTCTTAAAATCTTGAAATCCCCCCTTGTATGAGAATGACCGTAGTGAATGCTTATGGGGGTACATCGTAGGCTCCGACTTGAACGGATGAATGAAATGAGAATGATGACAGCAGCACCTCGGGACAAGCATCTCTTGCCTCACCTATATAATGGGTACTTTTCACCCGCCTCTTCGGTCTTACCCTTCGTACCTTCAAGATCCAGAACAAGCAGGATAGTCAATCCACCACTTGGATAGGAGAGTCTGGCCTTATATGAAACAGGTATGCCAAGTGGAATTCAGAGTACGGTTGTATAGGACTGCTTTCAAGATAGCGAGCAAGACCTACTCTCTTGGAATGGGGCTAGTCAAAAGAAGACACCTTGATAAGGATTTGCTAACCTCTGACTCCCTTTCACTTCATATTGGAATATATGAAACTCTCAAAGATGTGCTTTCACTTTGATGACAAGATTCTCATCACGTACTTACTCTTACATAGCTCAATCAATCTGCTAGAAAGCTCTGCTCAGAATGAATTTATGGGGTATTAGCCACAGCAAGTAGAAGGACAATCAGTTTCTTTGGAAAGCAAGATTGCCATACTGGAGAAGTAGGCTTGGAAAGGCATCACACTACTATTGCGTAGAATCCTTGCTAGAGGAAGGGATTTTTAAACTATTTCAACTAATCCATGAAAAAGCTTACCCTTTGCACGTGAGTATCCAATCCGGTGTATGGTGACGAAAAGAGAATCATACTTCTAGCTAAATCTCGTTCATGGAAGTGAAGAAAGCCGGTACAGGATATTCTTCCCCTCAACGAAGGCAGGGAACCATAGCTCATATCTATCATAAGCATACGCGATATTTATTAGAAAGTTTTCATTGCGTACACGTTGCCAATACCAACTATTAAATACCAACTATTCCACTCCATATCGAATTAGGGCTTTTAGCCATTGAGACCTCCACCCGTATTTTTTCATAGATTGCATAGATATTCATGTTAGTCAAGAGAGAGGGCCTTAGAAAACCCTTTTCTTCCAGACCTGCAACATTTTCTTGTTCACCGTAAAGTACTTATATTGTAAGGATTTGATAAGCGTACAATATCTAATAAAAGAATCCTTCTTCTTACTTTGAATCTTATATTCAAGTTCTCTCGTGCCTTGTTAATAATCGATAGCGCGCCACCCCAATATCGTATGGGAAATAGCCACCACAAAGAGTCTTTTCGTTCGTAACAGACGAGTAACGTATAACGTTGCGAGTAGTTACTCACTGGGTAAGTAAATATAGTACTCAGTTTTCTATCCAATTAGTCAGACTGCATGTGCGTGCATCTCTGTGTATTCAACCAAGCTAGCTCCCAGACTTGAAACTTGATTCCTGCAATGGCTGAATTGAAAGGCAGTCTACACCGCAGGCGAGTTGTGACCACTTACCGGCCTGGGTATGATGAAGCCTGTGAACAAATCCCATAAAACATCGAAAAAGCATGATACGATGCGAGCAATGTGATGATTTGGAGTGAAGGACACGGCCAAGAGCTTTTGTACCTAAAGGGCAAAAAGTAGTGTTGAGTTTAGGAAATCAAAAAGAATCAAAGTGAATCAAGCAAGATCGGATATTCTATTAAAGACTACGACTTTCCGCAGTTGTTAGAGTCCTTTCTGATTGCATCACGGGTGGGTGCGTGCTCCCGCTTTTATTCATAGGACCTGCACTTGCCGAGTCAAAGGATAAATATCTGCTTGCTTATAGTGGTGGGCCGGGTTTTTCTATCGATAGGCATTCAAAGCACAGGATAGGGGGTTTTTTGCGTAAGGTTCGGAATCAACATCTTCTCTAAATAGCAAACTACTCTTGCGACCTAGTCATTTGATGCAATTGTTTGGATGGACCGATTTAGGAAAAGAAGTTTCAGGCAAGGCAGATAACCAGCTCCTGCGACCAGACGTGCAGAGCTGAACTGGAACCAGAGATGTTAAAGGCTAATGAAGGTGTGTGCTGAAGTCGACATAATTTGTTGGCGATAATGATAATCAGAACATGGGTTATGCCAGGATAAGTCTTAAAGAAAGCGGCTATTTATTTAGCCATTACCTGTTTGCTTCACCCGATCCCCACTTTTAGAAATAATTAGTCGTTTGAGATCACGTGCTCTAGTCGATACTTGAGGGACAATAACTACGGCGATACCAAAGGTCAGGGATACCAAAGTAAGTCCTGGTAGTCACGCCTGTTTTCTCAGGATAAACCCGATCATTCCACTCATACTGACGCATATGAATAATAAGATCACATAACCATGATAGTTCCATCAACCAAAATAACTATTTGCCAATGGATTAATCTAACAGTTGATAATTTATATCGTAATAGATAGATATATAGATAAAGTAGCCAAACAAGGTAAGCAATGGGGCGAAGCGAAGGAAAAGGTAAAAGTTTGCACCAAACCGTGAGGGACCCCCCTTCCCTACTAGAAAGGAATGGATTCAATTACTAAGTAAGTAAGACATGGGGCAGAAACAGACTAGCGGAATAAATCGGGATAAACCCAGTTTGCGCACGAAAGTATGTATATATCGTAAAAATCGCTTCAAGCAGTGGGATGAATGAAAGTCTATTCTTTAGTGAGCTGGACTAGATGTTCGCCTTTTGCTAGTTTGAAGAAATGATATAATAACTCTCGATGTAGGATCTCTTCCCCCGGCCGGGTTATATCATCCTATCGTGCTATCCCAATCTCTCCTAAAATCGAAACTATGCCCTGAATACTTGCATAATCATAATCGAATTGGGAGTTTCAACGCCTACTGCTAACTGACTCTCTAAAACCACATAAACTACAACTCAATCACGGCTGTCACTTCTTATAGCGGGCTTACTCACTGCAAGCACGACATAGCAATCTTTTAGCTAATAGGAGGTAAATGAGAACTGCAGCCTAATACCGAAATCACAGCTCGCAACCTTACTTTAGACTACTGCTACGACAACTACTCTTACAATTGAGTAGACTTGCTATAACTAGCTTACTACTCTAGATACGAGCCCGCCCAATACCGAGAAACCACGAGGTAATATAACGTCTTTCAATATAATACTAAAGAAACGAAAGCATAAGATTGAGAACTAGCTTGAACCCTTACTTGAGTGGGTAATACATGGTAACCGGCTGCTACTAATACAACAAACCAAGTAACTAATCTGACAGCAGTCTTTTATTCTTCTTTCTTCCTTGCTAATCCGCTTAAGACTGGGTAAAATACTACAAACGAAAGGGAGCAACACTACTTGCAAACTGAGAAGCTGATGGAAACGACAGCTTCAGCCTGCCTAAAACCCTAAGCTACTGCAAGCTGAACTTCCTGTTTCTATGTTGCTAATACAAGAGATACAACCTTCTATTCTAATTCCCTACTTTAAACCTTTGAGCTAAAGCTAGAGAGACAACAGATAGAGCCAAGAGATAAGAACGAAAAGCGGGAATTTTGCGCCGTATAAGAAAACTAGGGAACTACAGATAGGCTTGAAAATAATCGTATACCTCTCTTTTAATCTCTAACACTGCTTGCTAATACTAAGCTATCACTCTAATTCAATCTACGGAAGCGATAACTCCTTCTTCGTACTTCTAATCGTAGAAAGCAAAGGCAGTATCGAGGCGAGCAAGCTTAACTCCGTTAAAACTTATAATATGTCTTCAGGCTTTAAATCTTATAGGGAAGCTGCTCCCACAGTAGATACGAGAACGAGCACGCAATCTGGTAATCGACTTTCAGTCTCGAAATCACTATTCAAAGGCCATATCCGAATACAGGGCAGCGGACCTTCAAGCTTATATGTGAGCTGCTAAAGCTAAAATCCGATAAGCGAGTAAGGAAATTATTTGCAATCGAGAGCCTAGGCAGCAGCTCTTACCAAAAACTCTTGTTGAAAAAAGACCAGAGCGTCATCTTCGGCCGGAAACGGGATTTGGATTCATTCAGGGGGATGTTCAAACCCTTTTTCATAACCTAGTGAAAGATTCACAACCAAGTTCAATGAATTCCCTCAAAATCGGATCACAAAGCGAACACTATAATAGGCTGATCTAGAAGGGACAGGCGAAAACTCCGCTGCTCCAAAAGAATTCATCATGCAGAAATAAAAATTCATTTTTTTAAGAATGCTTTAGGATAACTCTCTTACGCTAGGTGGTATTAGTCTCATTAGGAAGTATATTCCGGGTAGTCCTTTTTGTTTTTAAGGGTATACCTCTTATGCCTCGCCCGGACGGACCGGTTTCCTTTTAACGTCAAACCCGGCCATCAGAAGACTTAGGTTGTCCTAGGGATAAAACGTGTTGGCATACCCTTTCTTTCTGGACTCGGGTCCATAGAATGCTATGCCTTGATAGCGAAAGGCCAACTAGCAGAGCCAATTCGAGGATCGGTGGGATGCCGTACCTTTAAGATCGAGGGTTAGTAATAGTAGTTTAAACAGACAGGAGAAATAAAAAACTGAGGGCTGGAAGCTTGCCGTTTTGATACGCTTCCGGGGGTGTCCCCTTATTTTCCTTAGAAAATATTGGTTATTTTCATTCCAGTTTTTACCTATACTATATTGCCAGACAGGGAACCACCACATGTCCCTATTCCTCCGACGAGTGATCCAATTCCACCGTCGTCTGGCGATCCAAATCAGCCTCTCAACAGGTCGATTCCGCCATCGACAAATGCAATTCCTTCTTCTGGCAATCCCTTTTCACATCCGTTTCATCCGTTTTCGCCATTTAATTCTTAAATTACTTCAACAAGCTCCTCGACTGGCGCTCTCAATTTTCACCATTTGGGGTCAGCCGTTGCATCTACTCCAATGGTGTTCTTGAATCTGCCTGTGCACACCAAACTGTCAAGATCCAATTTCTTGGCATGGAAATCACAGATCGAGCCTCTCTTGCATGCCTACGGCTTGATTCAGTTCATCTTGTCTTCTCCTATGTCACCTTCCTTCACCGATCCCTCCTCAACAGGTCAACTTCAGATGAACCCAGCCTATCTTTCTTGGTACAAGCAAGACCAGATGATTCTGGCATGGATTCGAGCGTCGCTGTCTGAACAAATCCTTGCACAGGTGGTATCTTGTACCACTTCAGCTGATCTCTGGCACACTCTCCAACAGACCTTTTCAGTAACATCTCGTGCCAGATTTACTGAATTAAAGAAGAAGATGCAGAATTTGAACAAAGGTGGGGGTACCTGTACTGATTTCATTGCTCAGATTAGAGCTTTAGCAGATGAACTAGCCTTTGTTGGCTCTCCTGTACCTGATGAAGATCTTGTTCTCACACTTCTTAGTGGCTTGAGCTCTGATTATAATGCTTTTGTGGTGGCCATCAATTCAAGACAAGCTCCTATCAGCTTTACTGAGGTTCAGTCTCTTCTTCTTAGCCATGAGACTCTTCTATTGGCTCAAAACCCCCAAGTGTCTGCGTTGCCATCTCCTTCCAATCCAGCAGCCTTCTATGCACACAACCCTGCAGGAAATTTAAGGCCTTCTAATTCTAATCGCAATCCAAGACAGTTCAAGAACAGAGGTGGTGGTGCAAATAGACCTCAAAATTAATCCTTTCGACCTAGATTTCCTGGCTTTCAACCTGCACAGCCTCCTCCAACTCCTACTGGCACTGGTACCAGGGGTACAGCTGATTCTGGCAATAATTCAAAATTTGAGACTTGTCAGATTTGTTTTAAAATAGGTCATACTGCAAGGGGATGCTGGTGGCGCTGTGATATGCGTTATACTGATGATGTGGAGCAGTTCCAGGCTAGACCTCCTACACCACAGCAACCTCAAGCTCATGTGGCACAAACTGCAGCCGCCTCTTCACCTCCAACCGAGTGGTATATAGATAGACTCTGGTGCTACACACCATGTGACAAGCGACTTGAACAATTTGTCATCCTTTGAGTCATATGGTGGCCAGGACAAGCTTCAAATTGGTGATGGAAATGGTATGCAAATTCTCAATCTTGGTACTGCCTCTTTACAGTTTTCAAATTTTAGTATTCAACTTAACGATGTTCTTCATGTGCCTTGTTTTACCAAAAATTGAATTGTTGTTAGTGTAGAAAGGCCAGTAGCATGCTGCGGGGGGATGGGAAGCGATGATGGCATTCCCACATTATATGTGAGCATTCTCATGTTCTTTATTTCCTGGATGGAAGATGGTTTGCTACTGCCTTGACTGCCTTCACCCGACTTTGCTTTGCTATAACCAACTGAGCTATCATAACTTCAAAAAAAAAGGTATGAATTTTGCTGCGCACCTGGCCTACGCTATGAAAAGGGAAGGTTGGTTTTGAAAGACCTGTAGAGTTGAGTTGTACGATTTGGTAAAGTACCTTTTTTCAAGGAAAGTAGGTCTCGCTGCAACGAAAGCCAGTTTAAAGATCCTTCCTATCTAAGATGGTAAATAAATCATGCAATAGCTTTGTAGGACAACCTTAAGGTCTGCTTAGCTGACTTGGTATTCCCCGCAGACACTCGATGAGAGAGAGAGCTTCACACCGGTCACACTCTGCTTATTACTCTTGAAAGGCGCGCAGCGAGAAAGAAGATCAAAGCAATGGAAAAGCAAATCAAATAGGCGCTCGTATGACACTGAAACAAATCGTAACGGCTATACGGAAATGCTACGTAATAAGCAGGAATGCAAGCAATGAATAGGAATGCAAGAATGAATGGGACTGATCGACTCGAGTTACCGAGGGACCTCCACTCACCTGAGCTTTCTCGCTTCCAGGATTTACTTTCCTTCTACAACTACAGTGCATACGTATGGTTAGAGGAAGAATCTGGCGTGGGATAAATGGGATTTGAGAACCAAGCTTTCTTCTTTTGGGTTCCGTTCTTTATCTGGTAGGAGCGTCACTGAGGTGAGAAGAAGGTGGGGTGGCGTAAAAGAGAGTGCCAAGAGGTCAATGCTTACTGCATTATTCGATAAAAAAAAGAGATATTTCCTTGCAAAGAGCAAGTGTCACTGGCTAAGAAGGGGCGAGAAGATCGTATGGTACGAATGGAGGTAATGCTTTCGCGCCTTTACGCAATCAGAATGCGAAAGATCCACTAGCTGATACTGGGCAGTACCGTTATCCCCCTCCCCTCAGACCTTTCGGTACCGGAATTGGTACCGGTACGATTCCTAGAAGAGACAGTGACCCTGTGAGTAACTACCCTTTTCAATCTTTTCGCTCGCAGGTAAGTGGCTAGGCAAGGTGCGCTTCCTTTCTGTAAGAAGAGAGTAGCAACGTGGTAAATTCCTTGTGAACCACACTCTCTGTTTTCTATCATCGGGAATTAGATGTGTAATCAAAATGGAGATTGAAAGCAAGTCCGTCTTAGCGAGTGAAGAGCTAACACTCGCTTGCCCGCTCGGGTCCTCTCGGTCTTCCGTCCGGTGTTTAGTGACCCGAGTGAGAAGCAGTTCTTGCGTTAGCCTTTAGCTCGGCAGTCGAATTATAATTCGCTTTTCAGTTAGCAGTGGGAAGAGTCTATTCTTATAGGGAAGCCTTAGGCCAATGGGACTGAATGTGGTATGGCAGCAGTAGCAAGAGGGCACATTAATGAGCAAGGCAAGCTTTCAGAATACCACTCGGAAATATCTCTAAAAGAAAAGCCCGGGACTAAATAGCTTGCAAGTGGGTATACAAGGTGACTGTGGTCAAGTAGCTGTTAGTAAGAAGCCCCGGTTCACAAAAGGAAAGAAGCAAGGGATACCTCAGAAGTCAGGTAGAAAGAGAACTTTTCTCTAGAAAGGGCTCTTTTTGAACTAAGCCGAAGCTGTGGACAATGGCTTTAGGAGTGAATACCCGGGAAATCCCTTTTTTAGGAGTGCAGGCGAAAGGTTTCTGTGAAAATGTTGCTCCTGGGTGTTTTTACCTGGAGAAAGAGATGGGTCCTCTATAAAGAAAATAAGAGTAATCAGGATTGGAAGGAGATATTGAATTAACGGAAAGGAACTGCCTTAATCCACGAACAAACTGGAGGTTGAATAGTAGTTGGAGGAAGGCATCTATTCCGCTGCAAGTGAATCAAAAAATAAAGCAAAGAAAGCAGAGCTAGCGAAGGGGGACCAAAGCTGGAGCTTTTTCAGCGCGCTCTGAAACAAAGGAGGCAGATAGGTGAATAAAGTGATATTTTGGAACTAATCGTGCCGAAAGATCAAGTCTATTTCTCTCAGCCCATTACTCCTATGTAAAAAGATTATTACACTGAGTCATTCAAGATCAGACTACCATTCCTCAAGTCGACTCATCATATTTGTTTCAGTCATCTCTCTAGGTGATTTGAATCGGCATTTCAGCTGTAAATATCATCATGTGCATATCATCATATATAGTTTCCAGTCGACGTGTTAGTTAGCTCGGTCTTCTTTACCTGCGAGTAACCTGCGGTACACTACGTTCGTGTAGAGCTCTTTTCGCTCGCAACATTAGTAGTTGCTCGTCTGTTACGAGTGAAAGCAGTCTCGCTTTAGCTTCTCGCCTTCCTTCAGCTCTATAGCTTAGTCTGATACGAAAAGCGGTCCCCCTAAACAGGAGGTGCTGCAACAACTGATTTATAGAGGTTATGAACCCAAGATCGTGACTTATAGCACTCTTATGAATGGGCTGTGTCAGAAAGGAGCAATTGAGAAGGAAGAGGAAGGATTATCACTCGTACCTGGCGAGGAAGGCTTTGAACTCATACCTGGGCTCAATCTGACCCTGATTGTCCGCACTTTAGTCATTCATAGAATATAATAGATATAAGACCGGTGATGGCATTTTTCCTTGAGCATTGGCTTTGGAATATTCACTTTAGTGTGGGAATGCTTGACCGGAAAGGGTTGAGTTAATTGACTTGGTGTTAGTGAATTGTTGGAGTGTTTTACTTTCCTTTGGTTTGGGTCAACCTCTTCTTTTCTTCTAAGTTCGTACTGGGGTCGGTAAACCCCCGGGGGGAAATGCCTACTGGGGAAAACTATTACAGCAGCTTTAACCCAAAATTGGGATAGAATGACTCGTGTGTGCATTTGCTACTCATAAGTTAGGGAATTCCAGGACAGAACAGAGTTGGATTTCCGAATAGATTTCCCGCTTTGTATTGATGGTAGATTGCTAAACAAAAAGGGGGTAGCGAACCAATTCCAAATAATCAAAACGTTTCATACAAACTACACTATATATTAAAATATGTTCAACCCCATTCACTTAGACTACTATTCAATGAAATGCTTCAATAAAAAGAAGAAAAGTGCATCCTGCTCAGAATCTCGTTCGTGGAGCACTCGCGAGGTACCACAAGAAGACGAAACGGAGGAAAAGGCAAATTACTCCGCCGGAGGTTGCAAGTGAAGAGACAACCCTGTAAGAAGCAGTAGGTGACCCAAAACAGACCAGTTCGAGGGCGTTAGCGTCGAAAATGCCCCTAATCTCTATTATCTCCCAGTTTCTCTAATGTCTATCTCTCTCTTTTTTCTTGATTTTTTCCCGAGTACTCAAAGGCTGAAAGTATCTCTTGCCTACTTCTTTCTTATGCCTTATCTTCTCTGTTTCTTACCTCATTTAGGCTTTAATTAATTGATTGGTACGAGTGTCCACCGAGGTCATTAATTGATGGATCGATGGTTCATGCATGCCTTATCTTGTGATAACCCGATCTAGCTCTTAGGTGATAACCCAAGAACAAAGCAAGAGCAAGCCTTTCCCGAATGAAGTGCAAAGAAATTTCCACAGGTTGTGTTCGCGCTTGAAACATTGGATTACTCGCAAAGACCGTAGGGAAACTTTGTCACTTTTGTGTACCCGGAATGGAATGAACGAAAGAAAACAACGGATCATAGGAGAACTCCACGCTCAACAAAAAGATGGCAAGGTATCTTCCTTAGATAGAATCAAAGAACCAGATGAGTGGATCCAAGGAATTCCGCATAAATTGGAGGTTGGTGGTGATGTCAGTGGGAAATTTTATACACATTGGGGTGGTACAAAAACAGGCTATGTGTTGGCAGTTCGCATCAGTGGAGAGAGAGACTACTCAAGGAGATGCATGACTCAAGCCTTGGAGGGCATTCTGGAGTTCTTGGTACATATCAACAGTGTTCGCGTAGCTTAATAGCTCATTTCTAAATAAGGAATAGATATCATTAATTCGATCTTCATCTTTCGGATTGATAATCAGATTTGTTTGAATCGCCATTTCCACGTCTAACAAGAAATAGGACATAATCTGGTAAGCACTCGCTGAGGCGTCTTTGTGTATTGGTATCCATTCCAACAAATCTTTCCATTGCGCGGATAATAATATTTTTATATTAGATAGGAACTTAAATGGGTGCCTAGCACGGCCAGCAACCTGGTAAATCTGGGATTTGTTAGAAACCTGTTTTTCACTCAAACTATCTTGATTGGTAGAATACCATTTAGAAGCTTCTTCATAATTTGGAAACTTTTGAAACTGGAAGGCTGTTGCTATATGGAGTGTTTCCATTTCTTCAGATGTAAGCCCGGCCACCTCACCGTTTATACGGGATGTATCATTAGTATGACCACTGACAGGCGCAAACAACAACAGTGCTTTAGCAAAATCACGTTCGTGGAAATTACTGATACCAGCACGGGAATTTCGTCCTCTAAAGTCTAAATAGACCGGGAAATAGATCTCATACCCATCTAATGCCTCAGCCAGCTCGATTATGAATCCCTCGTAACGAGCCTTCTGTATATTTATGGTTAAAGTACGGAGTAAATCGTTATAAGAATATAGTTCTTGAATACGTGCATTCTTAAGATATGCACCTCGTAGGATACCACACGCAGATATCAGTTCCATTGTTGCAAGTGCCTTAGGCAATAGTAAACCAGCTTTGACTAATAAGTCATAATCAGAAATGATTGTCTTCAACCATGGGTGATTTATACGAAAGGGGACTTCCTGCAAAGTATTCATAACCTTAAGCCTCTCGATCTACTATGACCAAATAAGTACTGAGCTTCATCTCTTTCAGCCATATAAAATAAGACATATATATAGTCCTTCTTACCACATTCATTCTGGAATCGGATTTCAACATATCGATACTGAACTTCTTTTCACCAACTTCTAGGCACCTTTCAAGTAGACCAGACCATCCAAAGAGCGGAAGACATGGGTCAACGTTTGCCCCTCAACCCACTTGTATGGTTGCCTGTTCAAGGCTTTTCTTTCCCAAGAGCATATTAGGCTCCAGCCGTCGAAGACTTGTTTTCGTCCTGGTCAGTAGTAATAGTGGAAGAAACTACTCTTTTGATAATATCCATTGATAGTGCGGCTCGTTCCTGTCCTTCGCTTAAGGCCAAGGCGCCATCAATTGGGTGGAAAGCGGATTCTAAAGCATACTTGAGAGAACTCGAGAAGGCCAAAGATGTTCGACTGGGGGAAAAGGGAAGCAACAACGAAATATGGCACGAAAAGGAAATCCAAAAGGCTTTACATACATTTTTAAGTATTAAGTCAGGGTTTCTTGATTAGGTTCATCTATGTGTTGGTGTAGCCTCTCTGTCAGAAAGTCTTTTTTACTCGAAGTTATTGGTTTGCGTGGTGTAATTCCTTCTACTTTTATAAGGAAGTCACCGAAGTACGCGAGCTGGGGCTTGCGCCTCTTCCCATTAGACTGCTTCTTTAGGGAGGGACGGGCCTCGTGAAACATGTTAACCCATATAAGCCAAGAAAGGGCAAAAAAGAGTTTCTTAACATGATATAGGAAGGAGTAGTACTAAGTTGACTCCGGGCAAGCTCTGCGGTATTAGGCTGACTCCTCTCTTGGAAGGAAGACGGGAGAGTGGACCTGGAAAAAGAAAGCAACTTTGAGTTATGGTGAAGGAAAAGAAAGAAATCTTTGGTTGGTATGACCTTGCTCCAAGCAAACTAGCCTGCGCAATCACATTCGCTAGAAATTCCAATCCTTCACTATTTGTATCTTCTTGTCTCCTTCTTTAAAAAGCTGCTAGTAAAAGTACTAATGCATAGCAAACCTTACTAAGTTGCTCTGCATTGCTGATTGTAACTTAAGGGTCTCCTAACTGTCTAGCAACGAGGAAGAAAGCCTGCAATTTCGCTTCCATAAATAAGATAATTACAAAAGCGTGTGCTGGCTGGAATGAGATCAGTAAAGTAGGACGACTCTCCCTTAGTGGCAAGCTTGCTGCGAAATATTAAATAGCGTATAAGTAGGTAAGCTTAGGTAGGGATCGAAACCTCTTTCCGAACTGTACGTGATACTTGTGGCTGGCTTTACAAAAGAAATTCTACCTATGGAGAGAATAAGGTTAATGTTACTACTCGAGAATTACTGCCGAATCGCAACAATCATACCAGTAAAGTAATGAATCCCCTGCCTGCGCTAGCGCAACACCTTGAAATAATGCTTTGTGAAAGAAACGTTACCTGTTGGATACGAAGGTCGATAAAGCGGGATTGTATTTCACTGAATCCAATCATAAGACATCTAGTCTTTAGGTAGTTTTTATACATCCTTCAGAGCTCGCACGTGGTGCATTTCAACATCGACTTCAGATACACATAGCGTACAAGGACTCTCTAGAACCACTTGTGAACGGGCACAGCCGAGTGCCTTTAGAGTGGAAGCCCGCGTATCCAATAAAGTATCCCATTATTGGAAAGAGTAGAATCCGTATATGGTTTGGCAATAAAGAACATAGTTTACAGTTTATGGAAGACAGGCGCTTTGCTTGCCGGAATCTGTCTTGGGTGCTCTTCTTTCGACCTGTTTCAGTCTCATGATAGTCAGTATTGGGAGGGGCAAGATCAGAGACTACTAGATGCAGTCGGGGCACTCTGCTTTGCTCTTTATTAGTTTCAGCTTGCAGTGTTCATGTATTTACAGCTAATAAGTGCTATCCAATATTTGGAATGTGTAGGTAAAGCAATTCCAAAATGCCTGGAAGTGGGAAGTCTTTAGCCGTTCCATGGTAATTACAAACCAAAATCGTATCCTTCGTTCGGGCGGCAATCATCATTTCTTAATGCGGCAGACTTAGGATGACTAGTTTGACCATAAGATGCTGTATTCTCCAAACACCTTAATTATTCTATAGTTCGATTGCGATACTTGCACACTATTGACAACTGTCAACATTTACCAAATAAATACTGGTAATTTGCCGCTTTCTTTTCAAAATAAACATTAATACAAGCTTATGAAGTTGATCAGTGATTGAGCTGTAATTCCATAAATATTCCTGCCATTTCTGAGGCTTACTTGAACAGCTGAAAATCTCTTATGTGAATAATAAATGGAGTGAGTAGCCGGTCTTACCTTCAATCTAGAGTCCTTATCTTACTTCACAATACTGTGTTAATAGCGCGGATGCTTGGCTTAAAACTTGTGTCATTGGCTCCTCAGACAGTACGACGTTGGCTATAAAGCATAAGAGCATTCATTAGTAAGAACATTAATTAGAATAAAGTATAGATAAGAGTAGGTAAAGAAATAGCAAACTATAAGCAGATTAGATAGGCGGCTTCTTCTTCTTCTACCGACTATAAGTTGGGGCATAGGAAAAGCACTCTCTCCTTACTATCAGTGAAGAAATGGGTAAGGCATTAACTAACAGCTCGCATGAACAAGGATTACCACGTTCTAGGACTTCTTGACTATATTCTGTCTTTTATTTTAGTGCTTGCTTGCCGTTAGTAGTTGAGTATAGGCATTGGCATACATAGCTTTATAACTAGGAGAAGTTACAGTAGGGAAAGGTAACCGTAGTGCAAGGTCGCAAACATCAAATTACTTGACTTCTGATTCCAATTCTGTTTTTTTCACTCTGTGCAGTGATTGCTCGATTCTTCTTCCTTTGAAAAAATAATATAACCTCTGCCCAACTAAAATAAAGATACATACTAGAGTTTTCCCTCTTAATATATCTCTGCCTTACCCTACATCTTTCGTGCTCGGCAACCGGGTTCTTGTCTACCAGTTCTAATCAGTTGAGATCAGGCTATGTAAAAAAATAATAAGCTTCATTCACGTTATCACAAATGTTTATCTAGTTAGTAACGTATAACTAAACGAAGGTAAGGGGAATAATACGAGTAACTACCCAGCAATTCTCCACTTTAGCTTTATACTCTACACGTTATCTACCACTCGGAATGTTAGTAGCGCTTTTTGTGTTCCATAACATGCCGTAGTTATTTCCTTTCATAAGTGCTGACTTCCATTAATACCTGCGACGAGGAAGAGTTGAGTGTAGATAAACTCGAGGATAAAGGGTAATAATTTCGTGGAGATGATAAAAATTAGAGTAGTGATGATAGTAAGTAATTGGAAATTTAATCTTCAGGTATGGTATGTTTTGCTCTATTAGAAGATAGGTTCACCAGTTAGGAAAAAGGACTACTCATCTTCTCATACAAGTAGCCCAAATAGAATAACCTAAATCGCGTGCATATTTAAGCTATTAAAAAATATGTTCAATAGCTTTATGCTAAAAAAGCAAACATCAGCTAAAGTAACTGTGCTCGATGATCTTAATGAAGGTATGGCTTGTTCCAAATAAGAATAAAACCTATTAGCGAGGGAATTCTTGTTCTTACTATCTGAACTAGTTGCAAAGAGGAGAGAGGTGATTTCTGAGAACACGGCTTGCTTGACTTCGATCACTAGATTATTCTCAGATCGGCTTGCATCCGTCCAAGGTCTTCGAGTGGCTCGACGCTCCTTGCCTTTGGAATTGGAAGTATGGCAACTCAGCCTTTTTCTTAATCTGGGTGGGCTTCCTTCAACTAAACAATTAGTGGAAGTCTAATAACAATAGGTGGAAATCATCTATTTTGAATGTGCCTTAAAGTCTTCTTCCTTCTACTACTCCTTATTAATGTAAATTGCGACTAGAATTAAGGTCTTGATTAAGCCTTGCCTTCTTAGTCAGCCAAAGGTAAGCAGTCGAGAGAGATAAGAGATAAGTGTGGATGAAAAGTTTTCGACGAAGCTCAGCCACATCTCCTTCCTCACGTGCCACATCTCAAAGGGAAAGAGTGCCGTGCCACATCTCCTAAAGTCAGCCTAGTAGTAAAGAATAAAGTTAGTATTCCTTCTGTATCTCAATCAAAAGGCCATTTATAGATAAAAGCTTGTTCCACCTAGCCTTTTTCCACTTATAGATAGGGCTCGTCTAAGGCTTAGTTAAGCATCAGTTAGTTCTTAACTATGCAGAGTGTCAGAATAGTCAAAGCAAAATATCAAAGAAAAAGAAAGAGGGGATAAAAAGGACAATTTGTATAAATTGGATTTTTGTGATGATAGATTTTCAAATCCTTATTCAATAGGTATACTAGGCTGGTCCTAGGAAAAAGTGATCCTTACTCGCAGTGTGCCATTATCTCATCTAAGGGCAGCTCTGCTTATCTATCCTGAAACGGTCAGAAAGGAAATGGATCTTAGACAGCTTTCGCTTTGGGTCCAGAGCTTATTAGAAGGGGGCTAGAATGTGTAAGTAAAGTGGAACTTTCAGAATGGATAGATAAAGTAGCCGAGAGGCAGGTAAGCTATCCCAAGTTAAATTGCTTATTTAGGTGAGCCGTGATTCTATTAGTTGTGTGCTTTCAAGCCACATACATAAGAAGCTCTAGAAAAAGAGAAGGAAGCAAGGTAAGTGCCATTATAGAGTTGTGTTTACGAGATCTTTTTTTATCAACCAGGCAAAACGGCTAGAAGGAAAGCAACTTCGCCAGATCATATGGGCGCTCTTACTCTGCGGTAAGCCATTCAAATTAATGAGGGCTTTTCTCGAACGAATAGTGGAAGTGAACGAACGGTCTACCAGGAGTGACTGGAGGAGGAACCATTGGGCAACTAGAAAAGAGTTGTTCATCTACGAAACAAGAGGTGTAGGGCATATGTATGGCAGGGGTCAGGAAATCTAGCCAATCATCAGAGGTGATACTGCAAAACATGAAGAATAAGCATCATTTTTCTTGTTCAATTCTATACTTTACAGCTTGAGAAGGATGTGCAACTCAAGGCTTACCATAATTGATACCAGTTCTGTATCAGCGATGCCTAGTTAGTACCGCTGATACTAGCCAGTAAAGAACTCAAGCTATTTGGTATTGGTTACCTTTTTCTTTAATTCAATCTATTTGCTGCTCTAATTTAAAAATTCAAGTCAAGAAAAGAGCTTACCATAAGGCCTGTATTGGTGTTATACTGGTACCACACTGGTCAGGTCATGTAGGTATGATCTAATTCTGAATATAATATTTCTATTGTTAATGAACAAAAGTTGACCTTCTCTTTTCCTTCTCGGCGAAATGCTTATAGGTTTATGCCAAAATAGCAAAACCCATAATGGAATCCATACATCTACTGTCTCACTCCCCTTGAGTGCATTTCACCACAGGGGAACCATATCCATAATGGCGGCTATTGCCTCAGACTTAACATAACTTGACTCCTTACCCCTGGAAAGTGCATCATTAACGTTGTTTTCTTTACCCAGTGAGTAACGTATAATGTTACGAACGAAAAGCCTGTACTGGATTTAGCGAACCCTACCTAATAACTTGCATAGCCACTCGTGCTGCATCACATGTGTAAGCCTTCCGTTGCTTGTGTAGATTGTGAACATTTATTCACTCTTTTCATTAACTCTTCCTTACTGCACTGCTTCGATCGAGAAAACGGAAGCTGTTCCAACTCCAACTAGTCAAGTGAAAAAGTCAAGAAATGAACGAGTAACTTAATCAGCTGCTGAAAGTAAATCGAAGGAGTAAACTGCCTTTTTCTATTCTAAAGCTAAAGAAGTAACAGATGAGCCCTATACTTGTACGAGTCAACCTACTTGAACAAATACACGATTTTCTGATGTCAAAACATAAGCAATTGTTACTCGAGATTCTAATGTTTTGACTAGGGATTCTATTTAGAAAGCTTAAATTCTTCCTTCAGCTTAAAGTCAATCAAATAATTTTTTTTATTAAACTATAGAATCTGCTGAATCTGCTTCAAAGAACTATGACTTGAAGTAAGTACGAGTCAAATGAAGAAAAAGCTAACAGGGGTGCGCGCCCTAGCAGTAACGAATAAACAACTAAGAGTTTAGTATAACTAAGGTTAAGAGTACACGTCAACTAGATAATCTGCCTCAAGCTAAGCTGTCAAATCAGAATTCAAAACTAAATAAGCTGTAAAGCGATACACCGTTACGAGCCGACTACTAGGGTAAAGTTACGACTAATAAGTGAAAGTCAATCAATGGAACGAAAACTGCTTTTCATTTGTCAACTACGTCAAGTTATTCCTTTGTTTAAGGCATTTGACGATTCAACTTCTGAGTAAGGTGTAGATTTTTGAATCTTATTCAAGCGATTCCTATTAACTAGGTAGGGCATATGTGTCGTAAACTAGCAATGCAAAAGTCAATAAATTTCGAATAACAAGTGATGAAGCTAGTGAGCGAGAAAAGGTATGTGCGTACCCACTAACGGACAATAAACCGGAGACTGCACGAACTTCTTTATCATGTAGAAGTGCGTTTTAAGCCCTTGCTTGATGTGACGAGTAAATAACAGATAAAGCGAGTACTAATGTGTAGAGTACGGCGTAAACAACTCGAGTATAAAATATGTAATCAATAACGAGCGGAAAAGAAGAACTTAATAAGCGAGCAGATTACCAACTTGAAAATAAGAGTACTTGCCTGCTAAAGGTAGACTTAAGTTTCAGCCGTTGAAGGTTACGACACAGCATTAAACGATTAAACAGCTAGTGACACGCACCGACCTTCTTCAACTATTTATCTAGCTGATCAAACTGGTGATTAATCAAAAGCCTATGGGCAAGTACTAACAAATCAAAGCGGAAGTGTTGCAGAAAGGCAGTGTAGAATTATTTGTATTCCCTCCTTTTTCTTTCTGCTAACTCTGTCATGCTCGATAAGATTAAGTGGGCTTTAACTTGTTTCTCTGGTATTTCGGGTCTGCACATTTTATATGCAAAATATGAACTTTATCCCAGTACTATTCCTGTCTCGGTTGCTAGCTCTTTAGCTGATTCCGTTGGTTGTAAGCTAGGGTGCTTTCCTTTCACATACTTGGGGCTTCAATTACATTGGCAAAACCGAAGAAATTGTTTTTGGAAAATATTATTTCTAAGTTGAACAGTAAATTGGCAAGCTGGAAAATTAATTTTCTTTCTATTGGTGGTCGTCTCGTTCTCATCAATTCTGTCTTATCTTCTTTACCTCTTTTTGCTATTTCTTTTTTTCATATGCCTAAATGAAATGGTGCGGTTGATAAAATCAGAAGAGGCTTTCTTTGGGGCAGTAATCAATCTACCTTTCCTAAGCGTAGCTTGGTTAACTGGACTACGGTCTGTCTGAAGAAGAATCATGGTGGCCTGGGAGTCCTAAATATTTCTGATTTTCATATTGCTCTTCTCTTAAAATGGTGGTATCTTTTCTGGGATCAAGAACGATGTGGTCTTTGGAAGGATATTATCTGTACGAAATACTCTACTTCTCCTGCTTGTTCTCATTCTCTTTACTAGAAAAGTGGATTTTTGTGGGCCAAGAAAGAAGAGTTTGGGGGATAGAACTCATTTCACAACGTAACCTTTCTCATCTTTCTTAGACAGAAAACAAGAGCTCATTCCTGTGGTGTGCTGACCGGTCGAACAAGTTTTTTTATTCCAATACCAGACCCGTATCAGTCAGTGAAAGTATTCCACTCTCCTCTGCAAAAATGCCATAGGTGAGATTAAATTCTTTTACTTGCTTCTTCGGCTTACAATTCCGAGTCAACAACCGTAACTAAAGCACTTAGCCCTAGCTCTTGCTCTTTCCTTCCTTGCAACGGGCTGCCTGTGTTACTACTAATATTTACTTACTTCAATGGTGCACTAACTTTTTCTCTAGGATTTGACTAATGCTTTTTTGGGGGAACCCAGCCAGCAGCCCTACGGAATTGGTTCTACCTGATAAGGGAATTAGTGCCGCTATATTATATTGCTGCCGCTTTACAGGAATTTACCGCCGCTATACAAGAACCCTGCTCCCCAACTCATTCTACCCTGCTACTTTAAGGCTGCCTTACATCAAAGACAATCGAGAGCTGACCGGCCATTGAGGTCAATCCGTAGATAGGAAGGAGTGGGTTACATACATTTTCTTTACCCATTCCTTAACTAGTACGAAAAGAATAATAGTACGAAAAGAAGGCCCCAGCGACCGACATCGCGGCGTCTTTGTTGGGAAATACATACATACCATTTGCCATAGTCCAATAGCCTAGCGTGCATCACCTACCTAGGTGCTTTATCTTTTGCAAGAAGTCGGCAATTTACATGTTCCCCACGAATTCTGAAAATTAGGTAAAAAAACCCACCAAATGAAATAACTGCTTCGCTTATTTACTTTACTCCTGCCTTTTTCTCTCTTTCACTTTAAAATGCGCCTCATTTCAGGTCGGAGGAGGGGCATCTGTCAATCTCCCAATTCAAAACCCTCCCCGGCAAACTAATGCACTTAAGCTTCTAATTCAAAGACCTGTTTAGTTTTCATCAAGTGTGGCTGGCTGGCTGGTCACCAGTTGTAAGTACCAGTGGCTTTCCTCTATGGACTGCCAGGAAATCGGTCTCACTTTTGACATCTTTTCAAGCTTCTTTCAATCTCTCCTTTATAGAGTTTTTATATAGAAAAGGAGGAGTGATGTGGTACTCGTGGGGGCTTCTAACCAATTGTTATCTGCTGAGAGAAGCTGATCTAATAGAGAAAAATCGGGCCGAGAGAGTGAGCCAAGTAAGACATAATCAGATAAGCGCTTGATGAGGCATCCATACTAATTGGCAAGTTTCTATAATCAATATGTGATTGTGCCCATCTGCTAAGATGCATAAATAGTGCAACGAATTGGAATGGGTTCTTTGCTCCTTTGGCTATTTTCAGCACTTCACTCATCCAATGCTTTGGCCCCTTTAATTCAGTTAGTTGCTTGTAAAGACCCCTAACCCTGCATCTATCCTTTTTTTGAATGAATGATGATGAAAGCCAACTGCTTTTTCTAGCAACCTAGTGACATGGCTATAGTCTGTAGATTTGTATGTTTCGAACTCCTCATCAGTGGATATGAACAGGCTCTTAAAGCAGATCATACTGATGGCCAAATCACGCTCATGAAAATGAAGCATATCAGACGATTCGAAGTGTTTTAGCTTATTTATGGTTTAGCTTATTTGTGGTTTATTCTTCTTAAGTATCTCTTTTCATTAGGGTGTGTTTATCATTGACCAGAAACCGTGATGTGAATTCAACTTGTCTAAATTCCAGAATTGAGCTCAGTGGATTCTCAGTGTGGATAGGTAAATGAGAAGATATGAAATAGCGTCCGCTCAGAATCCCATTCTTGTTGCTAAAAACGGTGTCCTTGGGCAGCAAGGAGAGTAAAGCATATCAAGAAGATTCATAGTCGTAGCCATCATGTAATGTGAGGTGTGAAGCTCTAGGATTTTACTAGTGTGTAGTAGTGATGGATCTTGTAGTCATCTGTAATTGCATCCGCTTTCTACTTTGTAGAATTCCCAAAATGAGCTCAGTAAACTCTGTCTGTAGGTCGGCAGTAGTAAATTTCTAGGTTGGAGGAGTATGTAGATTGCGATCGTTCGATACACCGCTGTGTAAGTGGATTGGGTTTGAACCTGAGTGAGTGGTTTTAATAAGTCGTACCAGCTCTTGCTTTCGCTTATGAGGTTTTAGGCTTGCTCTTTTCTTTCGTATTAGCAAGGTGCGTAGCGTCAGCTATGAGCTTATCGGTTCCCTAGTTTGACAAAGAGAGAATTGGTGTTAAAAGGCAGAGTTGAAGCTATCTCTCGTATTAGTTGTTAGCTGTCTGCTTTCAAGGAAGGAGTTAAGCTTGATATTGGCTTATCGGTTCGATAGCTTAATTTGGGATTTACAGATTTTAACCCGACTAGTAGGCATGTGTAGAACAAAAGCAGGTTATCCGATATAAGATGAAAAGGAAGAAACCAGATGGAAAGCCTTAAGTTCAGTTGTAGGTTATAGTATTTTAGCAGGGCGTATAGGCTTTTGACTTCTCGTATCGCTTGTTGTTTACCGGGCTTTGCAAGTTTATAGTCTTGCTTAGCAGTTTGATAGATAGTCGTGATTTCGTATCATGTGTTTGACGTTCCTAGTTTCGTACCATGCTAAACTAAAGTAAGGGATCGTAATAAACCTCGGTAAAAACGTCCTACTCCCGATCACTTTCTATGTCTCTTTCTCCCAGCGTGAGAGCTCGTGTTTTGCGAGAGGCTTATTTTCGTGTATGGGACAGCCTATGATATGAGGAAAGCGTCCAACCTCAAAAGCGGTAAATCCGATAAGTAATCTAAGGTTTTGGAAGAGGCGAGGGAAAGGAATAGGATGTGTTTGCTTCGGGATACCGGTAAAGTACGTCATTGACAATTGCGCGCCTACGTCACTGTAGTGAAAGACTATCTTTACGAGTGTTTGCCTTTTGTGTGAGCATTTTACCGAGAAGCTGGAATAATAGATATAAGTTAAGTAAACCGATAAAAGTGAAGGATTTAGTTTTTTATAAAAAAGGGCATGATCAGATCAGTCATACGTTAAATACGCGGTGTTGACTTATGTAGAAACCCGAACAAGCTTAGGAAAATAACCGAAATCTAGACTTAATTGAAGGATAAGATCCCGTGTATGCGCATATAGCAGCTAGATTAGTTGAATATAGCGTACTTACTCTTAGGCCTGTTGGGAGGTAGGCAATCGCGGGCCCAGTAGAGTAGGCTTTGCTTGAAGGGAAGGATTCCTGTCAAGAATTGACAAAGAATGGACTGAGTGTTGCCCCGTTCTTAACTTGTCTGTCCTGCCTTCATGGGCAATTGCTTGTTCTAAAGTGGAATACGCTTCAGTAGAAAACTCATTTATCGTAACGAATTGGAGAAGATCGGGTGCTACGTTAAACAAGGATGCGGTTAAGATAAAATAGGACAGACAAAGGGTAAGCACAAAGATAAGCAGTTCACTCGAAAGTGAAAGTACAGAATTAACTAAGTCGTGTTGGTACAGTAGTGAAAAAGGGTAGTTAGAAGACCACGGCCAGTTAGACTGGATCATCTTTCTTGCTCCGTGTATGAGCAGCAGTCTCGACCGACTGCACTAAGTTTTGACTTGACCCCGTTTTCCAAATGATCCCCTGGGTTTCACCTCTCTCAGCCATTCCGGTACCAGCCGGCGTCCAATACTAGCAAAGTCACCCCCAGACTGACCCTCCGTGAGAGTGCATCAGCCACTCTATTGATTGTGCCCGTCTTTTAATAAATAGTTTACTATAAGCTCACTAATTTGGTCAGCACCTTGTATTGAAGTGGGTGACCCCCCGGTGGATGGATCTGAAAATGAAGAGATTTGTTGATTTGACTAAAAAATTACTCGTTCCACACTTTGAGTGAAAGAATGACCTATATGGCTTTCATTTCACACTCTGGTATTTCAGCATTGATTTACCTGAGTTCCTATATTTACCGGACTAGCTGGATTTCACTTGTCATTGGAATTTTGACTCTTGGTAGTTGTTCTTTAGTTGAACATATGGAATTTCAAAACTGAAAGGGAAGAATATTACCTAAAGTGAGCGGACTTTACTACTCCGGATTTACCTTGGATTTGTCTAGCATTTCCGAATAGACGAGTAGAACAGAATTTACTGACGACACTCGATACTCATATGAGACGGCTAACTTCACTAAGGAAGGAGGTACTCATATGTTTTCGTAGATAACAAATGAGATTATCAGCACACATACGCCATAATAAGGTACAAAGTAAGTCTTTGACGTTACAGCCACATTGCCCAGGACCACACTACACTTTTATAAATAAAATACCCCCAAAACCAAATCTTATGAGCAGCAAATCACTGAAACACAGCTTTTTGGCCAAGTCCGGTTGTTTCATCTTCATCACAAGATACACATTTCTGACAGCCAGGACCAAGCACAACTATATAGCTGATCAACTGCATCCCGAAAATATATGCTGAACGAGCTTATCTCATCAGTAAGATCAGCCAGTAAAAGCAAATGTAGCGGATCATCCCATTCTAGGCCGACAAGGTCGATGACTGGAGCCAATAAGAAAATTCGGGTTCTAAATACTAAAATGAGATTGTCCAAATTTCAATACATACCCGTCAATGTCAAGTTTAGATAACGACACCAAATTTCTTTACATATTAGGAACATAAAATAGATTTATTAAATCCAAATGGAATCCGGTATCCAATATAAGCCTCTAAGTCCCAATGGCTTTCACGCAAGATTTGGCCCGATTACCCATAAAAATGGACCCTTACGATGAGGGGAAGACCCCCTTTTTCACCCGAAACATACTGCTATAAGATAATGCCCTTCCACATTTATTATAGTTTTTCCTTTTTTGGTCTTGTCGATCTACATCCCCGGTATTTAAAGCTTCTATTATCAACAAGGACAACTAGGTCTTTTAGGACTTATGAATACCATTGTCTTTACCTATGACTCTTTGAAAGCGCTACACCCCTGTACAGAAAGAAAGGATGCCCGCCCCTTTCACTTAGGAAGCACTCTACTCTAAGCTTTCAACGCCAACTAGAATCGCAAATCGCTCTGAAACATGGTCATATCTTCGTTAGTCAATCTTATTATTACTTCTCGTTTTTCTGGCTACTATCTTAGGAAGGAAGATGGGCTTTATGAACGTTACAGAATGAATGGTCCATCCTTACGTTGCTCTTTCTTTCAGCGTTGCTCTTTCTTTCAGGTTTCAGGTGAGTAGCGGAAGCCGCTAGACTGCTGGTTTCTTGTTAGTGACCTGACAGAGCGATGGTTGACACAATGGGTCTTCTGGGCTAGCAAGCACTCCAGAAAATCAAGTCATAGTTTAAGCGCTTTATTGCATGTGGTGGGTGGGGCCCCTAAAACACTTCTTAGCACTTCCCTTAGTTACGCCAACCCTTCTTCTTGTGTGCCAACACACCGTATTAGGTAGTTACATACCTTGATGTTTCTCAACAATCGTTCCTTACTTACCTAAACTCATACACCTTTGCTTATATAATATATATATACCCAAGCAGTAATAGGAACTGAAGGAGGTATAAGTCGAGCATAGCCTGGTACCAACCGAAGCATGGAGGTATGGCCCTAGACAAGCACGTTAACAATATGAAGTAGAGAAATTGTTGACGCGAAACCGTTGAAAATAAAATAAAAGGTAATATAGGTAATACTCTGACCCAACCTATATATGCTGCTACAACCCAACTTAAGTTGACCTAGTATAAAGCCAAAGATATTCATTTTATAGGTGCTAGTGTTCCACCAGTCTAGTAGACTAAAAGAAAGAAAAACGTCAAAATGTCCAATACCTGCCAAAGGACTGTACCACTCTGACACCGATCCCTGTACCACTACAGACCCGGACTTAATAGGAGCCAGCAGGCAGATACAGCAACCTTTGACTAGTTACAAATTGGTAGAGGTGATAATCCTGTATCAACCGAGTTTTGCATAATATATATTATCACTGAGTTCTATTATACATACATGGATCAGTGGGATATAAAAGCAAATACTCCAGTTTATACAAATACTACGCAAAAATTCCAACCAAACCCCAGAAAAGTATAAAAAAAAAAAGGCTGCTGTTCATTTCATTGGTGATGCTAGGCAGTGGGATGGACTTCCTTTGTTAGTTATACGATACTCATCTTCGGAAGTCAACTCACTTAGGACTACAGGTGTTTCTAATGCGTGTAGCACTGCATGTAGTCTTTGCGAGGGATAGCAAGATCCTGCGTGTATAATATTTCGTAAATGTGAAAAATCTTTATCGGATCCCTTATCTGTTTCCTACCTGTCAATATGAGTTGCAGTTGAAAGTACCTGCTCGTGAGGGCGTAGCGTTCGATCATAGTACAGTCGGACTACTTTATTCCCCCAAGCGGCGATCCCAGATAACCGTATTCCGTTTAAGGTTCCGGTGTCTCTTCATATTTTGATCTTAGAGCTTGTTAGCTTGACTGTTCATATAGGAGTGATCCTAAATGAGTATCGCTACCTTTTCCTAAAGTGCAATTCGAGAGGAAGAAATGAAATTCCGCAAGTTCCCCGGTTGCATTGCATTCAGCTAAACCTTCTAGTTAGACCTGAGAATTGGGTCATGCGTTTCTGTTATGTTGTCAGTCCAACTTTCCGACCGAGTCAAGCATGTCGAATTGGGAGCCTTTCACCGTGAGTGTTAAGCCCACCCGAATCGTATAACTCCGGTCTTATCTTTGAGTTTGTATGATCTGCAAGGGAGGTGTTTCTCACAACGGAGTTATTTTAAGGAAACGTGTCGACGAATGTAAGTTCTTTCCGTATCAGTGTTATTTTGTTAACCCGTCGTGAATCTCCCTGTATAAGGTTCTTTCCTACCTCTGCCTGTCCTATAGGGCTTGCCCCCGTTATTGCAGTCCCCCGACATCGGTTTATTATTCGAATGTATCTGGCTCGGTAAGTCTATGTTTCTTGTGTTCTGTCTAGGCGTGTACTCGTGCCGCTTTCGGTAATAGAAGTATTACTAAAGTGTAAGTTCAGATCTCGCTAAAGTCCAGCCCTCTATTACTTGATCATCCTCGTAATTTCCTGCATTGGTACTCGTTCTTTTCTCTATCAAGGTCCTTTTTTTCAACTTGTCTGCATATTAGAGTTTCTTCCCCTCGGCAAAGCCCCTCTTTTAGGACTACTTAGGCGGGCCAACACTCTCTGGCAAGACGAATCGAATTGTTTGTGCATCTCTTCAGGATATTCCGGTTAATGCAACTCCAGGGATAGAGCGAATTGACTTGATTTCTAATTTCCTTTTTCATTGGTATTTAGACTCTGCGCTTGCTATTTGCTTAATACAAGACAATCGAACTTGCTAAGTAGCGCAATGAAACGGAAACTGCTTTTAAGTAGCGGCTTGCATTTCCTCATAAAAAAGAGAGAATTGAACAGGGCCCGCGACGCAGAGGTAATAACTTTTCGGCCGCCCGGGATGAAAAAAAAGGGGGAGGAAAACAGAGTTCCAAGCCCGGGCAGAATGATTGCTTAGGCTTGGCTTTAGATACGAAGGCTATTTCAGGTTCTTCATCAGATGATGTGCCATAAACCGGCCTAGACTTGACCACGAGCAATCTATCTGGGTTCTTACTTAGAGATGACTTAGCCACCGGCTTAGTTCTAAACATTAGTGCTTGTCCTGATCCTTCTGAAAAGGAAGTATCGTTGGCGGTCATATGTACTTGTTTGGCCGCACGTGCCTTTATCGCGGCTATTTCTGCAAGATTACGATCTGAGAATGGAGGAAATACAGCTATTTACTAGAGACAATTGTGACACTTTTTTCTACACATATTAATTAGTAGTTACTGGGCTACTCGTTCACGAGTCACTGTCCTAACGTAACTCCTTTCGCTAGCTTGAGGAAGAAGACAGCTAATAAGAAGAAAGCTTCGGTGTGATTCTCTACTCCGCTATCCCCAGCTCAAGCAGGGCTCTTTCTTTTGTTCTACACATTAGTAGTTACTCATTGGCCGCTAAGGTTTGTTTAGCTGGTATCACCAAGTAGTAAGGACAACTGTAGTGACGAGTCAAGCTGTGCTGTTTCGCTCTAGTTGATAGCTACTTTTGAATAAAAAGGGTAGCTCGCTCGACGAAGAAGATTACCTATGGGTGGGTATGCAGGTACTACCTACATTTTCAAGCTCTTACCTCTCCTAGCAGCCTTGCCTTAACCGATTGATTGTACGGGTTGGTTCTAATACCTACCCCTTCCTGTCTTTCCTCTTTATTACTTCCGAGTTGGTGAGTCACTCGCTAATGTTCTCGCTTTTGGTAGTCTTTCTCTATTGGTCTTACCTTCTTGCTGCTTGCTGACTTATTGCATTTTATATGTGATATGTGATAAGGGTCGAAGCGGTAAGGAAAGGCCGCGTTGGAGCAACGTTCCGGCCTTCTTTGTTCGTAACATGCCTACGTTACTCACTGGGTTGAAAACATTACTGAACGAGCAGAAATAGCAAATCGAGTAGTTGCTTATGTGTAAAGTTTTTCTTTATGTGTAAAAAGTTGCTGGTTCTACTGCAAGGGATGAGAGCATGGGAATGCCGCGGGAGGCTGTACCAGAGGTGGTTAAGAGTGCCTCTTCCCGAGAAGTCTCTCTAGTTGTTTGGTCCCCAGGTAGTTAGATACTTTTAGTTGAACGCAGAGAAAAGTCTTGTCTCGATGCTCAACCTGAAAGTTCCAGTCTTGGCTCTCCCCCGCGGATGGATCGATAGGCATTTCAATTAACAAAAGTAGAGGTCCAATACATCAAAGTAGCTACATACAATACGAGTTAGTTTAATCTCCATAATGAAGAAAAACGCCAAGAAATGGATTTCCTCCTTCTGGAAACCCCGGTTATATTCCTCCATCTCGATCAATTAAACCAAGATCAAGATCTATTCTTTTTGAAGGCTTATCAATTAGACCAATATAATGCAATGCTCAATGAAGTTCAGACGTTTAACGAGTTCTTTATTTAGTCGAAAAAATGAATTATTGTTCTTTCTTAACTTTCTCATCGTCTTAGGACCCTAAAACGTGAAAGCTGGTAAATATAATGGTATTGGCACCAGAAAACTTGTGCTTAGGGGGCTTATTTGGAGTCTTCATAATGAGCCATGTACTTTCTTAACGCATTTCCCTCCTTTATATTCTGACCTAAGATAAATTAATGCAGGAATTTATGAGCTCCTAGCCCAGCCGGCATTATATAGATGTGGGGACTTTCCTTTATCTGGGCTTGGGGTCAGTCACGAGGAAACTATGATGGGTGGTAGTTCTTTACTAGGGGGGTATTTCGTTCTGAAGGAAAATTGTCCTTTTTATAGCAAAGACCATTTATGTGTTAGCGCGAAGCTCTCCGTGGTAATAGGTTGAATATTCTTCGCTTTAGAGGAGCCCCTCTTAAATAGAATAAGGGCCTAAATAATTAGGCTTTGCCAGAGAGAGAAGCAGTCCTATCATTATCACTATTGGTCTTTGGTAGTCACGTACGATGCCTAGCACGCCAGATCGTCTGCATGTTCTTCCTTCGTCCCACTCCCATTTCTTTCATTCCTTCCCTCTTGGCTGTGTTTAGCGCTCGCTCTTGCTTACCGCTTAAGCGAAGCGATCTGGCTTTCCGCTTGAAGATAGATTCTCCCGGCAATGCAATTTCCAGCATTAGAAGAACGGGGATGGTTACACCGTCCTTCCCGACTCTTTGAGTCGATGACTGGTAACGGAACTCCTTACTTTGGAAAAAGAGTGATTGCTTACTTGAAGGTCGAGAAAGAGTCAGCTAGTCATTGGTAAAAATGCCTAGTAAGGTTTTGTGCTTTTCTGACTTATTTCCTTTGGTTTGGAAATTATATCTGCAATAATTTGAATTCCTAAAAAATCGTCTTCTATAGCGCCTGGCTTCGACTCTCGAACAGGAGCGCTTTCAGTCTTTCAAAGAGAGGCTTTCTAGGAAGATAGATGATCGCAGAAGGGCTCAAGTGGTAAGAGTAACCCTACGAGGTTGATTTCTATAGCGGGTTTACAGGCGAGCGCAAGAGAATAGGTTTCAGGATCAGGGACCAAGGCCCATAGCCAACACATATGATTTCTTCCTTTCGTCCTTCCTAAATACCAGACTGGACTTTACGGATGGATGTACCGGTCAAGGGAAGGTTTATGGGAGGAAAAACGCATACTGGACGAAGCTTCTTGCATTGCTGGCACTGTAGGAGATAGAAGAAGCAAGTCATTCATTGCTGATGAATTTACTGATGTAGAGAAATTCTCTTCACTGCCTGTCCCAACCTATTTCAGAGTTTATGTCAAAAAAGAAGAAAGTAAATTGTATGAACAGGCTTTCCACGTTCTTACCTGTCACGTGCTACTTATACTATTCACTAGCACAAGCCTTAGCATAGATAAGGAAAGTAAAGATGCCAAACGTAGAAAAGTCTGCTTCATCACCAACGAAGCTGGACAAGGAAGGGGGAAGTAAGAAATCAAGTAGTTTTCCGATAAATCTTCTATTATTTTGGCCTTAGTTCTGTTTTTTCTTTATTCGTTTCGTTTGAAATTGAAACATTTTTCTAGTTTGAGACGATAAGCAGACCCATAGGCCTTTCAATATCGAGTGTCCATTCAGCAAAGCCAACTCTTTTGACTTGTTTGGGGCTAACCGCCTTCTCAGAACGGTGCATCCGCTCTATCTCCAACATAGGGCGTTCCCCCCGCCATTCATCAGTTTAGAACTCCAAAATCTTGATCTGATTTACGACCACCTTAAGTTTGCCTTGTTGCTGGTTACACGTTTCTGCCAATTTTTAGGGCAAGTACTCATTTCGCGTAAGAGGTCTGACTTTGACCAAGGAAGTATAGAGTTGGAAAAGAAAGCGGCGGAATGGAGGGAATCTCTCGCTTATGATATTCCGACTAGACAGAGAGATTTTCCGGGTTGAAGTGAGGTTGCCACTAGCTTAGTTCAGGTACAATCCTAATTACCATACAACTAGAAAGAAAACTACCCCATATTAAATATCGTATGGTCCACCACCTCTCTTGTACGAGTCTAACGGCTAGCCTCTGGCCCTTTGGCGAAGGAAGAGGGCGATTTGCCGCACCGGTTGAGGAGAAGTGTAAATAGTGAAGTCGAGGGGACCTTTACCATTTCGCTTCTTCCGCTTTTGGGGATTCTACTAATAGAGCAGAATCCGCCGAAGAGATTGGATAGGATCTCGTAATCTTAAAGGATGTGAGCCATTGGTCGGCACGAACATACTAAGAAAAGAAGAACTGTCCGAAGCGCAAAGATAAAAGGACAAATCTAGTTGATGAGTTCTCTTATGAAGCAAAGCTAGTCAAGGGGAGTGTTCTGATGATGCCGAGAGCTAGCAGTGAAACCCAGTAACTCAGGGGATGAGTGGCCCAAGGGTAGATGATCGTTTCATTTGCTATACGCCTGAAACCCCTATTCTATCTCTTTCTTTTTTCCTTGCCTCGAGCGAGGGCGTACGGGCCCGTGGGCACAGTTGAACAAGACTCGTATTCATATACTCCACCTGAAGAAGGTGGGTTGGTTGGCAAGAGTATTGCATGGTTAAATTAAGCGAAAACGAAAGCCAAGTGATAAGTGCATTTTGCATTTGACATTCATTAAACAGCACTTAACACGACACCCCATATTTTATTTTCTTGTCCTATCTGGCTATGAGCCAGGGCATACGGGAAAAGCGGTTCTTTCTGAGTGAGGCAAAAGAGCTAAATAAATGTTATAGTCACTAGAGAGAAGAAAGATTTTAGGACGAAGGGTAATGCTAATTCAAAAGAGCAGATTCGTCGAAAAGACTAGGAGCATAACCTTCTCTACCTCTTAGTGGAAGCGCTTACTCCTCTCAATCGAATGCAAGGGTTTGATAACTTCGCTACAAGCTTCAACATCTCAAGAAGGGGGGCCTTACCCGCACCGAGTATTACAATCGCCTCAAGATGCTTGGTGATCAGCTTCGATCCGTCGGCGACTCCATTTCAGACCGCGATCTTGTTCTTTATCTCCTTGGTGGTCTCGGTACGGACTATGATCCGTTTGTGGCTGCGGTTACGTCATCCGCCGGTGTTCTCTCTCTAGCCGACATACTCGGTCAGCTTCTAGCCTTCGAGGCGCGGATTTATCTCAGAACACATAACCCTAGTGGTGGCGATGCACTTCTGGTGTCGAACGGATAACGAGAAAGTTAAAGAAAGTACTCTGCACCCCAGCATATTCGCTTAGTTCAGAGTGACATCTCGAACGAATCTGCCTAATTGCGACAAGTATTCGTCGATCCCTTCGTTATCTTTTTGCTTTATATCAAACAACTCGTCGATCGTGACGACCCCTTCCACTCCCTTGAGCTGCTTGCGGAAAGCTTTCTTCATCGACAGAGGTATACGCTTTATATAATAAATATAACAATCATGGGCAAAAGCAAAGCTTGTTTCAAAGCATTCGGTCGAGTCGCAACTTCCACTATATATCTATCATAATATGTATGTATGAAAGAAAAACAAATCAGAAAAAAAGCAAATATTTCAAAAAGAAAACATAAAATAGATAGGAAAGAGACTCTCGCTCAAGAGCAAGAAAATCAACTATCAGTACAGAAGTAGGGCAAGGTCGGAACTTGGCTAAGAAAAACTCGTAGAGTGGGTTTGGTGTTCGGGAAAGGCGAGCAAAGAAAGCGGCTTTCATTCTCATCTCTGAAATTAGACAGGGATGGGATTTGCTGCTTTCTTCTGCTGGATACATTCAATCAAGTGGCTATGGATGGTACCTGTCACTCAACAGCTTCCTAACTAAAGTGCACAATAGCATTATTAGGTACAAAGGAAGGCTCTCTGCGGAAGAAAGTGAAGGATGAAGGGAGTACTTTTTATATGCTAGCGCATATCTATCTTGTGTCTCGAGCCATCCATGTTGTCTAAGAAAAGCTGGTCGGTCTTTCTTTCGATGCAATTCAATTAGGAAATGCAAAAGAAAGAAAGTTTGTGTGGGCTTCTTATACGGGAATTTAAGCGGGACAGACTATAAACGAGATTAAGGAAAACCCTCTTCGCAGTTAGAGAAAAAAAAGCATATTCTTCTTACCCACCACCTATGGTAGCAGCTTATAGGCCTGCCTGGTAATGAATTCATATCTTGCCACCCACGCTCAGAAGTTAATTTGGCTAGTCATAAGCAGATGCCTCTTTTTCTTCTTTTCTTTGCTATTGGTACCTTTCCATAGAGCCAATGGAAAAAAAAGTCACCATTCATTTACTAGTCGTGCTCGGCCTGGTACACTCTTTCCTTAGCGACTCTTTCCATCCGGATGCATTTGAGCTTGCATTTTATCATAAATGAAGAAGTAATCCTGGTAGGCCAAGACCAGTGCATTTATTTTTTTCATAATCTTTATTTAATATTAGAATAGCGTTAAATAGAATGCTTAACCCATTTCGGTAGAAGGTATTGTTTCTAGATTTTGAGGCTGTCTGTCCCCTATCTATAGTTGTTCTGTCCGTCCCTGATTGACCCTAGCTTTCCTATTCCTATCAAAATCGTCCGTCTTCCCTAGGGCTGCCCCGCCTGACTCTACCGTATAGGATTTTCTTCCCAGCTTGATATCTTTAGATTGTGTTTTTATTAGGAATTGTAGAATCGGGAAAGTATCCTTCCGAGTATATATCTGGGTGTCCTAATCCGTTCGTTCCTACGTTTCATTTTGGGGAATTAAGTGAATCGAACTGACATTGCATCATATAGGAGAATGCGATGCGAATTCCTCAACTGCTTTTGTCGAACAACCTGGCCTCCCGTTTTTCATTCCTGAGTGATTCATCGGACAAGCGAAGACAGCATCCAAACTCATATAGGGTTGCGCCCCGTCATATGCGAAGCGTTAAAGGATCCTGGATTACATGACCTATTTCCAAATGACATATGCTAACGATTACTCCGAGCTGTGAGGTTCCACAATGAAAGAGTAAGAAAGTCCCAAAGTTCAGGAAAAATAAATTTCCCCGCCTTCCCGAAAGGAAGGGAACCGGTTTTGTAGCAGTGGCACCTTACCATTATGGCAGCTATGACCTACTATGTAACTGCAAATACTGAGACGCTGAACTCTAAAACAATAAAATAATTTCATTAGTCGAAGCGAAGGGTTACCGAAAATCTTGGTGTTGGTACCATACTTTCATGCACTCAAAGCAGTATGATAACCCCAGTGAAATAGTTTCCTAAAAAAAAGTGAAACTATAGCTCTTTCGAGGGAAAGAAGGAGTAGAATGAGTTAAGTATCCTCCCACCAGATCGGGCATTTGAGGAACTTTACCTGTTTCTTGGAAATATTCCACATTTTTGATTCTCCAGTCCTTAGGTGGATGAACCATAGGCAGGAAAGCTAGCTGGCGAAGAGCCCAGCGCAATGAAGTAAATTTGCATTTCTAAAGGTAAAACACATCGAAGAATAGAAACCCCGTCAAATCTTATATAGAAGATCAGTCTACTCAAGTATCCAAGAGTCACTGCCGGATTTGACTCCAATTTGAATATCAAAGCAAAACGCAGATTCGGGTTGCGATATCAGCGTCGACTTCAGTACGAGTTGTTCCGTTGGCAAAGGTGGATTCCTGTTAGTTTGCATATATCTTAGCCACTAGTTGTCCAAGGGGAATAAATAAGGTGAATCAAATTGCAATGTCACGGGCTCGCGAGAATCATCAAAGCAGCAACGTAACAAACAATCAGGGAGTCTATCACTCCCGAGTCAATTTTCAAGAAGACTCTCATGATGTGCTCTACTTCAAATTTGAAGCTTTTTATGTTCCTAAAACAAATCCGTATGGTAAATCGAGAAAGAAGTCAAAGCTGAAAAGAAAAAAGAAAACAAAAGATCGAACTCCAAGAAAGAGGCAGTTTCAGTGGCCCCGGTAGATAAAACCCTGGCTTCTTTGATTCAATAATATCTTTCGATGCACAAGTTCAGTCTACGTCTTGAATCTTCTGTTACTATATGGTTCTAAGTAAGCAATACCCCACGTCGAAGTCAAGTAAGTACGTCCTTGAACACGGTCTTTGACTGACATGCAAAAGTGCTAATTAGTAGCGAAAGTCGTGTCTTAGTACTCATAATCACTAGTTGTAGATCATGCTCCTGACTCAAAATATAAGATCACAAGTCTCATAGATTCTCTCTAGTCTCAAGTGTCTATCTTCATATTCCCAAATCAACCAAAGATATGCACCTTCACCCGACTCCAAACAAATCCGTAGGCACGTCCGGTATATATAGAAAATACAAACTTATTGCATAGCGGAGTAGTTTTTCCAGAACTTCTTAGGGGTCATAAAAACTGGACTTTTATGTCAAAAGCATTGACTCCACACAACTTGACCAACGAAAAACTCTTTTCGGTGCAATGTCCTTAATCATATCTGACTCCAGTTTTGATTCCCAAATAAAACCCGTCGAAGATGTTGAATAACAATCTTAGGATTCTATTCGTAGTATGAGTAGGTACACGATCTCAATGTCGCTCTCTTAACTATGCGCTGCGCACTGCGTCGTTGGGGCGCCGTCCGAAGCGCGATATCAGAAACATAAAGCGAAAAACTAGAATCCTAAAATGAGGATAGGAACGTCGATAAAGGATCTACTCCGCCGCATCAGGATTTCAGGGCAGAATCGGTAGCGTCCTCATTTTCTTTAAACACAGATAAAAAGATATCAAACAGTTGATTCTCCTCAAAGACATCGAACCAGTCGGTAGTTGTCATCGTTCAAAAGTCGTGGACTGGGCCGACAGTTAATAACTACCCGCCCGATAAATAACTCTGACTTGTCCTCCTTGCTCAACGAATATCATAACATGCTAGGCAGTAAACGTACTTGTTGCCTTCTTTGCAAGGATGGTTTTCTGTTCTTCCTTCAATTTGGCCGGGCTGTTAATCCTCAGGACTGAGAGGCTCTTCCTTACCTAGCCTGCTCATTCACGAGCCGGAGAAGCACTACTTTTAAGTACGCCTATGAATTCTTTGTTCTGTGAAGTGCATAGCTGAGAAATGATGCATCAATGCTACTCGAAGGCTTTTGTCACATGAGCTAACAACCACCATAATTGTCTTGCTGAGACATAATAAAAATAATTCTAAAATTGAGACCAGTACCTTCTTCAATCGTGTGATGGCCTCTTTAGAATCTTCATACCTGAATCCAGACTTTCTCCACTGGTTAGGCATGCTTGGTGTAGCATTCTCTACTTGTCTTTTACATAGTGCTCCAATATAGTCTCCCAACACGAACTTCAGTCCTTTTTGGTGTAACATCCTATGTGGCACTTCAGATTGTATTTCAATTCGACTACTCTCAGCATTTCTCACTACTTGGCAGACTCTCGTGTCCATCATGACTTCAGGTACATGGAACTTGTGTGCCATTATAGTCTTCCTGCATCTCTTCCTTTTCTTTTTGCCTCCAAAAATTCTAATGCACAAATTCACTTTAGTATACTTCTCACTACCTACCAGTACACAAGTCTTGCTACCTTTATGCATGAAGCTGATGTCTCTATTAGCCAATCTCACTTGCAAATGTTCCAAACATGTGAGCCTTTGGTTTCCTAGTTTGCCATTTTCTTTCTTCTTCTCCTTAGACTCCGCATCTGCCCACAATTCCTTAGCTTGACACCCATTTAGCAATATGAATTTTGCAGATTGTTCCTTTGGTTGAATGGCATTTTGCTTCTGTGAGACATGATGAACTTCAAGTTTAATTTAAACTTTCTTCTCCATTATACCTGCTCTCTCTCTAGTGGAGATCTGAACCACCCTCATCTTCTCTAACACCAGTTGTCTCTTTTTATGAATTGCAGGTTTTACTCTTGTAATAGGCTGCCCCACAGTGATAGAGTGCCATTTGGCTAACTGCATTTCATTCTCTCTTCCTACTTCATTCCCTTCCTCCTTTGAACTTAACATTAGTGACAGCCATCTCACTAACTGTATCCTTGATGTTGTCTCATAACATAACATCCTTCCTTCAGAACTGTTCAATGTTATTTGGTTCTCCTTCTTTTCCCAACCTTGATGCTTCCTTTGCCAGTACCTTGAATCATTATTAGCAGCACCAGGAAAGTCAGGTTTGTGCCATGTACTGTTGCACCTTTCATTCTCCTTATTGTCACAGGTTTCTAGCTCTGACTCATGCATTTGTTGATCTGCAAAATGCAGTTGCTTAATTGTGAAGGACTGCACAAGATGGGGTTGAAATCCCTGGTGTAGTGTTAGTGACACAAGATGCAGTTGCTGGAACAGGCATTGTATCTGAGTGTACAACCCAGGAATAATCCCTGATCGCTTCATTACTGCCGTACCAACTGCATTGCCACCATCAGTAGTGCAATTCTCCTTCTTCCATGTAGCAGGATAGGGTTGCATCTTTATTCTCATTTTGTCAACCCTGCTACAGCATCCTTCCACAATTATGCACTTTTTAATCCAGAATTTCCATGGTATATGATATGTCCCAGCCTTTACACAACTGTAACCTGCTTCTAATTCTTGAGAGAAATGCATCATCAAAAACCTAATCCTGTAGAGTTTTGTCTCATCACCATTATCAAAATGTAGCTCATAATACCCATTCCTATTCACTGGCCTCTTAACCCCATAATTAGGAATTTTTAATTTCACCCATGGACAATTATGCCCTTTTTAAGGTTGCACCCCTCTGGAACTCCTGTGGCTATGGGTAGACTTCATTAGTAGAGACTCAAGTAATGTAATTTCTTACTCATAACGCATAGGTTGGAGCCAAGAGCAACCATTCACTGGTTTATGCTGCACCTTTTTTCTCTTAACTAGCACACATCTTGTTGGCTCAACTTCTTTAATTACACCTACACACCTAATATGAGTAAACTCCTCCACAATAAGCTCAATTTCCTTCATCTTTTGTTCTCCTCTATTACTGAACACTCTCATCTTCATTTTTGGATCTCTATCATCAAGGTAAGGAAATCTAAGCCCCTGCCATTTACCCTTGTGCTCTTCTTTCCTATACCTGTTCATATACCCCTTATCTCTTTCCGCTTGCTTATACTTCTTAACATTCAACTGCTCACTCATTTTTAAAGGGTAGTTTTTAAAAGATGTTTGTACTAGAAGGCATGACTGGAGCTCTGGTGCATGATGCACAACTTGTGATGCCACAAGATGCTCATGTTGAGATATTGGTTGCACAAAACATGATGTCACAGCTTGTACAGGATGCAGTGCAAATGTCATTGTTTGAGCTTCGAGTTGCACAAGTTTTGGCTCATGGTGTACAAGTTGTGGTATATGATGAATTTTCTGCCCCACCATTACTGTACCCATTTCTGGATTCTTGCTTTCTTCAATTGTTCCTCCATCTTCACCAATGCTCAAACTTTTGCATACAGCATTCATCTCAAGCGGTTTATTCATGTTCTCATCTCCTCCTCCCTTATGCTCAAACTTTTGCATACACCAATGCTCATCCACACTGATGGGATGGTTTTGGAAAGGAGTTTGCATTGACAGACATGGCTCATGTTGCACAAGTTCTTGCTCAAGGTGTTCAGGTTGTGATGCCACAATAGGCATTGGCTGAGATGCTACTAGCACATGTTGGTAACCAAGGCCTGTGGGTTTAGATGTCACAAGTTCAATTTGAGCTGTTGATTGAGGTGTCCTGGATACAAACATTGGTTTAGATTGAATAGGGTCAGCATGTTGTACCAATTCAGACCTTTTCTCTATTTCATTGCCCTCCACTTGCACCCCACTGCTTTTCTTCTGCTTTAAATCATCTCTCACATTTATCTCACAGGCAACTCTTCTTCTTTCAACACAGTGCTCAGTTCTAGTGTTGTTCTCCTTCCTTTTAACAACAAAATTCCCTATAACCATTCTCTTCCCATTTAAGAGCTTGCCATGTAATTTTTAAAAAGCTTCCTTGGCTGATTCAACACGATAGAACTGGACAAATCCAAACCCTTTTGAAAAGCCCTCCAAATCAGTCTTAATCAGACAAGCACGAATTTTTCCCAATTGGGAAAATAATTGGAACAAGGCTAAATTAGTCACAGATTTATCTAACCCTTTGACAAACACGTTGCCATCATGTACCTCCATCAGTTTAGTTACTTGTACCTCTGATTTGCAATGGATCTGATGGTTTTTCACCTTCCTTTCTTCAAATGTCTCACTATACCTTCCAAAGAACGCCATACTCAATCAACCACTGAACCAAGTAAGAAGATCGATGCAGATCAATCAGGCCTCTTTAATCGGTGCTCTGATACCAAATGTAACGATCTCAGATCGATAAACAATCAGAAATCGCTATAGAACTCAACACCACAACTTGTGCTTGCCTTTGTCTCCTTTAATGCTATTCTTTTTCCCCTTTGTTTTGTTCTTTGTCTGCTTTGTTCAATTGTTTGTCTCCGTTATTCTCTTACCAATTGTGACGCTCAATACACTCAGAAAAGAGAATACCAGTATCTCAGTTATTCCGATAGCTTGGCTTGTCAGACCAAGTTCTAGGTTTTCATGAAAATTGAACTCAATTAACGGCTACAGATCCAAATTGAAAGTAGAAATGCAATTTATAATAAGAAACGATAACAATAAGTCTTAATTCGGCTATTGAGCCTTGCAGAAAGGGAAGATACAATGGATCTAGAAATTGAAAGGAAAATGCTAGAAAAATGGAAATAAGAGATAAGATGGTTTTTGGTTCATCAGAGATCTCAACGCATAATCCCAACTCTCACAACTCATTGCTTATATAGCTGACCTGGAAATATCTCTAAGTAAAAGAAAAATTACAATTCACTTATTACATTTATCCATGTAATTCTCTTCATTTTTTCTCATTATAGAACCCAGTGGTCCCTCCTCTCCAGCTCAGCGACTCAGAGAGAGATGCTCCATCCGTTAGCTGCCTCAATGCCATTATCCATTAAAACTTGGGCAGGACTGAGAGGCTCTTCCTTACCTTATAGCAACTCTTCCATAATGCATACATAATTCCTAGAGCTAGTCAATAGGTAGAGCATCTTACTTCATATACTCAACTCACGGAACAGCGGATGCAATTTCTTCCCAGGAGGAGGAGTCAGTATGGGCTTATTGGACAAAGCACTCCGATCGATCCTCAACCCAGAACGAATAGCTACCTCGAAGTGGACTTGCTTGGTCTTCTACCTAGCAGCGTCTCCTGTCAGTGCGTCAGTGTTCATATCCCGTCGATTGATACCCTAAGAAGAATGGAGAAGCTGACCTGGTCCTAGCCTTCAAGAAAGCAAACTTACTTTTGGGACAGCCGGGCATTAATCTGATTAAGGTAATTTCGCACGCTTAGCGCCTTTCTTTTTCTTTGTTTTTTTTTTTTCAATAAAATAAGTACACAATTCCTTCTTCTCCCGTTGGTCGAGCTATTGAGTTGCATTCAACCCTTTACTGTTTTCTTGTGTTTTGACTTGTTTTTCTCCTCGAGTTTGACCTGTTTTTACCTGTACAAAGTGGGTACTTTTTCTTCATTGTTTTTTCGTAAATAGTGTCTTTTTTCTTTTGTTTGGTTTACTAGGCATGTTGCCGCATTATTCAGAATTCTATATAGTACCAAGACCGATTAATCTCCATAAAGCCAAGACTGGGAAGATATGATTTCAAGGACTAAAAACAACAAGAAATAATCTCAAAGTCTAGGAAGGATGGGGGTTGGTACTGGAAGCTAATCATAGCATGGAATCGGGACTCTTGCATTGTAGGAAAGGAAAGGGCATTAAGGGAATTCAAGAAAAAGCGACATATGGCACGAAAAGGAAATCCAATTTCGGTCAGACTTGATCTGAATCGTAGTTCAGATCCAAGTTGGTTTAGTGAGGGCGACCGCGAAAGTCACCGAATGGGTCCGTCTTATCTCTTTGTCCAGGTGTGGGAGGACGTTGCAGATGTCCGGGGCGGACACGACTTCTGATAACGCTAGAAGACCACAGGAAGGACCAGAGCATGTCGTGAAAGAAAGACGCACACGGGGCGTGCTTCGACCGTGTCTCCGGGGCACAGTTGAATGTAGATATCATGAACGCGAGGTGCCGAATACCAAACCGAGAAACCCGCGGGCAAATACTCCCCTTATGTGCCGATCACTAGCGCATCCCGGGTCCCGGCGCCCTGCTCTGCTGGAGATGCCGTCACTGATCTCGTCTTCGGCCGCGTCCATAAAAAAACAAGGGCTCTGCAGATCAGTGAATAACCCGCAAGAAGATACCTCGGCGCCCGCCGCACTATGCTTCGCAACCAAATGAGAGTTTTTCGGTGGAACCGGTGAACCGCGTGAGCTGCTTAGATGCGTGGGACAGAAGGCTCGTAGTACCTGATAGCGCAGCGGAAGGAGCCTAAATCAACCATTAAAAGAGAAAAAAGCACAGGGGCTCTCGGATGAGACTAAGCAGCTACCATTCAGACCGAAGGGACTTTACTTATCCGAACCACGGCAGCCGGCTTTTCGTTCGTAACATTATACGTTACTCACTGGGCAAAGGATCAAGCGCTTTTACTTTTTCCCCAGGTTGGGTTTGAGAGCCGTGTGATGGGTAACTATCCAGCACGGTTCGGGGAGCACTTGTATGTAGTCTGCGCTGGTGAATGGAAGCCCGAAAAAAAGAAGCGGCTCTGCCACCATTGACTCTATTTATTATTATGGTAAATCTGTGTATCGACTTATTTTATTTTTGATTATTATCCATATTTTAGTAGCCCTCCTATTTTTATGCTTTTTTCTGGCCGAAGCGCGCACTTCTTTATGGATGTGCCTCACCATGGCTTGTTGGTCTTTTGTTCATTCCTTAGTGTTTCGCTGCATCTCAAGACGATGCCCCACAGTTGTACCCTTCTTGAAGGCCGCCCTACTTTGCCTAAACTGGCATTCTTCTTCAATGGAATTTTGGCACAGGTTACTTGATCAAGACCTAAACCTTCCCCCTGCGCAGGAGCCGCCTGCTGCTCTGCCGCCGGCCCAGGAACAGCAGGTAGACGCCGCTGCGCTTCAGTGCGCTCAGATGACCATGATTACAGGGATGATCGAGGAACGGGCGCGCACTCTGGGCGTACGAAGAGGTTGGGACCTGACGCAAGCAGGGGATGCCGCCATTTTCGTGGTAACGGATCTCGAGCTCGAAAGGTCCCCTGACATTTTGGGAAGTGTTTTCACGGAACTTCAAAATGCTCGTTCTTGCTCACGTATCGTCGACTATAGTTTTATCTCGTTTTTCGAAAGGGGTCCCCCCGTCCCATAAAAAGACCATAGGGGAGTAAGGGATTTGCTGGGAATTCCGGACCGCAGAAGGGGCAGATCTAAATATGGTGCAGAAAGACCAAAATAGAAATGAATGGAAGATGCCTCCGGTAACTGCTGAGAGTGAGTTTCTCACAACACAAAAAAGTGTTCATTCGAGAAACGAGGAGCACAACTGAAGTGGCTATACATACAAATCTATTTACGGATTTCTAATAACAGAGGGTGGACACAGTGCTGTAAGGGGGGGAGGCGACTTGCAGCGGTAGGCTAGCTCTTTACTAGTCTGGTGCTTGGATTCTAGAAGGATTATAATGAAGGAAGGAGGACGGCCGTAATCTATCTAGGCGTAGCACAAAGATAAACACATTCATATTACCCGGAGAACCCTCTACTACGTAGGACATTTGCTTTCAGGGTTAGTCTGGAAGCCAACTCATGGGCCAACTATGAATTGCCCGGAACAGCTTGGCCTGAACACATTCCCGAACTCAAAGAAAGTGTTCCATGGAACCGAAGTCTGGTATTTCTTTTATGCCCCTCCCTGGGCTCGCTCAGGTGCACTTTGATGGTTTGGCTAGGAGTACGGATTCTCGGATAGAAGTTAACTTTAACGGCCAGCTGACACAGAAGGTCCAGATCAATACCCAAGTACTATGCCCTAGGCTTCAACGGGTCTCTCTTCTCCCGAACATCGACCTATTTACTAATTCGGGCAGCCTTACTCAGGAAGGAGCACCTTTTCCCTATCCAACTTTGCCATCTCCACCGGATTGACACCACAGATCATCGAAGTTTGTTAGAAAAACCATGTCTCTTTCTTTATCCCCAAGAATATTTCTCAAATTACTGTCTTTGGCTATACCGATCACTCAACTATGCCTCAACCGCTATCTCCGTAACCGAACTTTCTATCATGTCATGCCTCTGTTTCCCGGACTACTATGTTTGGAACATCAATACCCAAGAACTTCTACTTTCCTTTCCTCTTTCTTTATTTCCTATCACGTCTGGCGCTTCCTCTATTTACTTCTTGAATTTTAGTTCGCTTTAAGCTTCTTAGCTACATTTTCTCTTCCCGATAGCCAGATAGTGAAGAAAACTGGGATTTTTCCATACAGGCGCCTCATAGGTAGAAAGTAAATGCCGAGAGCTTGCTTGCGACCATAGGGGATTCGCCCCTCAGCGCCAGAAAGAGTATAAGTTATCTATGAAATTCGTTCCAATCGACGGAAGAAAAGATACTAAAAAAAATCGAGTATATCGTCGATAATATGAAGAATAAATTTATTGGTGGGAAAGGAGAGGAGGAAGTTAAAAACCCACAGTCGGGAGATGTAATGCATTTGCAATTATCTCATTGGCACACCCCAAGCTGCCCTTGTCTGCCTTGCAGAAGTAAATAAAGGTCCTAGTTTGCTTCTGTTGCGTCATCTTGCTTTGGATATGGAGACAATAAATTGTCTGGTACCTCAAGACCTCTGAGTGAAACTGCACCGAGTTGCAGGACGAGAACATGACCATACTCTTTTTAGACGGGCAGATTTCTTTTCAGAAAAGCACATAGACTGATCCACCTTATATTGCTTGGTACAATAAAGTAACATTGCCTCAACATTTCGAAATGCACCTAAAACAACACTGAAAAAACTCGATGTCATTTACCCCCCAAGAAAGAGAATGGGGTGGTCTAAACAAGATAAGAAAAGAGGTATAAACCATAACTGTCTTTCACCTTTGGATTCTCATCTGTCTTTTATGTATGAGTTTCTGAGGTAATACTTTCTTGAGTTTACGCTTAGGATGAACTTTTCTTAGTAGCACTAGGGCAAGCTGCCGGTAGGTCATGGTTATGAGAGGGCGCCGTAGTCACGGCCATTACTAGTGAGTGACTTTATTGAAAATCCTTACTTTAGTTCACGAAATAGGTATGTCTTTTCAGAGATATATCCCACCCGCTTGCTTTTCTCTTGGATTTTGTCTGTGAATGGATGGAGAATATGTATTCGTTTATACAGTTGATGTCTTTATCACTCCGGTACAGAGACGGACTACTCTCTCAATCAATAGGTCATAAAGAGGCAGAGTTTCGAAATAATAAGAGGAACTCCCCCTTTGAGGTGTTTTGGTCACTGCGTCTACCATCATTGATAATCCAACTTCCCTCAAGCCTCAGAGGTCTTAGCGAAAAGAAAAGTAAAAGAGTGACATCCACTTCCCGTCGAGCACTGCACAAGGAGACTTTCCATGATGCTTATCCCCTCTTCCCACCTATGGATGACCTTCTATATCAATGGACGGTCCCCCCCCTTTCTTAACAAAGATTTATCTAACCGCGGGCTATAAGAAAATTGGCATGGCTTCTTTCTAAGACAGAGTTGAAAAGAAAGTATGGGCTTGGCCCTCCTACATCAAACGAAAGCCTTTGCTAGCTTATTGACCAACTTGAGAGGATAGCTTACTCGGTTTAGAGTATGCTATCTTAACTAAGTAAGTCCGAACGAAGGGACGAAGTGAAAAGTTGACCATATCCATTTAATTCCTTCACTCTCTCGTACCTAATCGAGACGACTATGAATTGATTGCTTTGACTAGCCCGCCGAACATGTTATGTCTTCGGCAACAAAGACAAGCTCAATGAAACAAGGAAAAAACCCAATATTGATGGGAATTGGCTTTCGTAGACTCAGGTAGTCTAGATTGGAAGTGCACCCGGACTTTCTTGGATAAGAATGTGCCTGCGCGTAGGCAATGGCTTCTTTAGGAAGGGGATTCTTGAGAAAAAAGCGCTTCAGGCAAGGTCGTTGCTCGGACAAAGAAAGAGGATTGTAGGTCTGGTCGCACTTGGACTGGATTTAATAGAGTCAAGCTATTCTTATCTCTCTCTAGGCTTTACGATCCTCGTGTGCCTGAGCTAGTATGACAGATATGCTTCACTCGTTTATAAAAATTATTCTTATTTAAGAAATGTGTAGAGAGGAAGCTCCTCCATATGGAAAGGCGATCTGGCACTTTGGTGGAAAACAGAGTCAAAAAAATGGGATATTTCAAATCTCGTTTTAATCTCGATCCTCATCTCAGCAGAATTGATAAACCTTATGAAAAAGGAAAGGTAACTGACCTGAAACGAAGTTACGGATACAGAATAAGAGGAAGAGTCGGTTTATTTTCCTCGGTCAACAACGTCGAGGAAAGCAACATTATTTAATATCGTGCTATGCAGTTCGTCCTCCTTTCTCAACCATTCCCCGACCTCTCTCTGCCGAAAGGCATAATTTCAAGTTCGATTTTTTATTTTGCACCAGCGGGCGGGGATGAGGACCAGTACGGATGACATTGAAGCCCAGCATGCAACCTTTTTCCACGGTCATCTCTTGGATAAAAGACCAAAATAATAATATATATATTATTGTTCTGCAAACCCTGGGTTGTCCGTCATTTATACGCGCCAATATGCGAATGAGGGTAAACAAGTATTTGACTTCGTCGGGCTGAACCCGTCTCCTGGTTCAAAAAAGATTGAGGGCGTCAAAAACTTTTTTATGGGTTGTGAGTAGCCGGATACGGGAGTTTATAGGTAGAGTGCTTTGATCCAAAGTGTAGAAATGAGCCGACATCGTGGGGAATTGGTAACTAATAAACTTCGTAGATGACCGTACGTACCGACTTCGTATGGCCTAACAAAAAAAAGAAAGATTCCTATTTTGGGGCAGCGCAGTAAGTCAATCTGCCTGCATCGGGGGTATGACAGGTATAGAGATTTCTCTTCCTCCACTTGAGTCTATTCTTGAATCAAGTCTAGATAAACCAATGCTATCTAGTATTCTACCTTATTATATAGTTGGGGGCCACCCACCAGTAGATGATGATGGTAGCTTTAACTTTGGATTTTCTATATACTCTTCTGTTGCACATGGGAAAATAAGACGAATTTGACCTAATCTTCCAATTGTACAAGGAATTGAAGATCGCTCAGTACTAGAAGAAGTCAAAGGATATCTATATTGTTGTAAAGTATATGACCTACAAAGGTTTACTGTTCGATACCAAGTTGAAAATGTCTCAAATCCAGAGCATAAAGTACTACCACTATTCATTGATAAAAAGTGAAACACTCGGAAGATTCTTTTTAGGTTTACTTTCAAAATCAGCATGGAAGACCCTAGCAACGTTAGGTATTACTAAAGATGAAGATCGAATTCAAGTAGTAGAGCTACTATATGATATGAATCTTGAAGGTCAAGGGCGCAAGCTAAATAAAAGGGTAATACTCAAACTCTTTTTTAAGACTACCCCTTTTCTCTTTTATCATGGAGTAAATAATAAAGAAATCGTTGAGTAGAGTTGAAGGTCTAGTCTAAACTAGAAATAAAATTATACTGTTTATCATGCCTTAAAACCCTCTTTTTGGAGTGAATTAATAGGTTTATGCTGGGTAAGGTCTTTGGCTGAAACGTGGTGATATTCAATTAGAGCTCGGAATGAAGAATATGCCATTTGAGTACCAGAGTTAGTAAGAAATTTAATGCATTTATGAATGATCTTAACCTGAGTGAGTATTCTATTAGTAATAGAAAGTGGAATTTTTCTAATGTATTAGAATATGAGCTCAGGAATGTATGAAAGAAATGTATTCTATCGTATTTCATCGTCTTCTCTGTATTACATCCAGGAGGGGGTATATATACCCAGCTAAGGTACTTCTACCGTATACCTCTATGCTACTCTCCATTTACCTATTGTACTGGATGGATCCAGTATTTTCTCTAACATCCCCCCCTCAAGTGGATGGTCCAGAATTGACCATCAACTTGTCTCTAATAAATACAAATCGACTAGTTGTTAAACCTTTAGTTAGACCATCTGCAATTTGATCTTTGGAGCTTATAAATTTAACCGACAACTGCTTGGACACCACCCTCTCCCTTACAAAGTGGAAATAAATTTCCACATGCTTTTTTCTTGCATGGAACATAGGATTAGATGCAAGATAGGTTGCCCCTATGTTGTCACACCAAAGAAAAGGCGGTTGAGAGAGAGTTTGATGTAGTTCCTTGAGAATTTTTTGTATCCAAATGATCTCAGCTGCAGCGAGTGCTAAGCTTCTATACTCAGCTTCAGTGCTTTACTTAGAGACCGTGAGTTGTTTTTTGGAGCTCCAAGACACCAAGTTCTGACCTAAGTAAATGCAAAAAGCCGAAGTTGACCGTCTATCGTCAGGGCAACCCGCCCAGTCTGAATCCGAGTACGCATGAAGAGTCAAGGGGGCATGTGATTTGAAGGTGAGACCCATATCAATAGTACCTTTTAAATACCGCAAGATCCTTTTGACAGAACTCCAATGAACAGTGGAGGGAGAGTGCATAAATTGGGAGCACTTATTGACCGGAAAATCAATATCAGGTCGGGTAATGCTGACGTATTGGAGAGCACCCACCACTGCCCTATACAACTTAGGGTCATGGAAGGGATCACCATCAGATTTCGAGAGTGAAGTATTGACTGCAATCGGTGTGGATACTGGTTGTGCATTTAGCATATGAGTGCGACATAGCAAATCCTGAATGTACTGCTTTTGATAGAGTAGTATACCATCCTTGTTTCTTGTGACAGCTATACCAAGAAATAAATTCAAGACACCCAAGTCCTTGAGTGCAAACCTGGACTGTAAAGTGTGAATGAGGTTGGAGACAATGGAAGTGCTACTGCCCGTGATGATAATATCATCAACATACACAAGGATAATCATGGTATGACCTTTGGAGTGAGATATAAATAGAGATGGATCGAATTTGGAGCCATGAAAACCAAGATCAAGTAAGGCCGAGCTCAAGGTGTGAAACCAAGCTCTAGGAGATTGTTTGAGGCCATAGATGGCCTTCTTTAGCAGACAAACATGATTGGTAAATTGACTATCCACAAAGCCCGGCGGTTGCAACATGTAAACGGTTTCATGAAGATCGCCGTGAAGAAAGGCGTTATGAACGTCCAGCTGACGGATACACCTGTTATTGGATAGAGCTCTGGTGAGCACAATGCGAATAGTTGTTGGTCGAATGACAGGGCGGGCGAAAAGTGTCGAAGTAATCGACGCCTTCCTCTTGTGTGAAGCCTTTAGCAACAAGGAAGGCAGGCTTTGTGCCTCTCAATTGTACCATCGGCTAGCCGTTTGGTTTTGCAAATCCAGTTGCACCCCACGATATTGTGATCTGTTGGTGGTGGGACTAAGACCCAAGTCTGATTTTGAAATCATTACCTCAGGTAATGGCTGACTAAGAACTAGTGAGTCCGTATCCGTATAGTAACAATCCTCTCTATCCTTCCTTGGACCTCTCTTCTCTACGGAAGATGCGGATTAGGTTAAACATATACTACGCCCTACTAGCCAGTCCCTGCCCAGTATATGAAATTGGTGCAATGCAAATAAGATGACAATTGCTTATGTTTTTACTTCGTTGGTCTACATCTACTGGTACGACGTTTTCATTGGTATAATTTGATTCAATGGCTAGTTGACTTAAAGGCTTTGCTTTGATTGATGTGAAGAAGATTAGTGAATTAATATCTCAAATGTTTCATTATATATATCTTTTGGTCTTCTTTCGTCGACTTTCTTTCGGCTTGACACGTTTGGGAGATTCCCTTTCACTTCAGTAAGATAGCCGCCCTACTGCCTAAGGCTTGAGAGTGTACAGTCACTGTGCTAAGTGTAGGTTTCTACACACGGGGTCAATCAATTGAGAAAGTGATTCCGGTGCTAGAGTGGATTTTTCAAATAGCAAACCTGCGGCCTTGATCTTGTCAACCAGCTCGAGTGCTATAAAATAATCGATATGTGGGAGCGGAATAAGAGAGAGACCTAAGCTAAAAGGCGTGTCTGGCCCTACTACCACTTCTAGCATGAAAGGGACTAACTCCTATTTATTGACTTATAACATTGGAATGATGAGCTCATGCAATCAAAAGAATAGCAGAGTTACTTAATAAGAATTAGCACTCTTTGTCTGTAGGGAGAGGAGAAGATCAGATGCCTAGCGCGGGCAATGTCCTACTTTTATTAAAAAATTGAGATAAGAGCACTGACCTGCAGCTTTGAGAGCCTAGTCAACAGAGGAGAAATAAGTTCTTAGCAGACGGTGGATTAGCCCACTTGCTTTTATCAGGCATAAAAAGATGATCATGTACGGGAGGTTTTGTTTTTCAGGACTTTAGAAGATCTTGACTCACATCTTGGACAGAGATTTCCGTATGTGGTTCTATAAAGTACGTTGAACAGACACTACTTATGCGTTAAAGAAATAATTAATAACAAGTGGTGTAGAAAAAGACATTCTCGTAATTCGTTTGCAAGCACAATAGACCAGCAGAGCAATTAGGCCTCTTTACACTATAATATTTACCATCTGTACTTAAATTTCCAATGTAGGCCATGCCTTGGTTCTTAATTTATAGTAGCAGACGGCCCTATCCAACACAATAAGCAAGGAAGAAGCAACTTGACCGAAGGCAGCGCTTCTACTCCTCCACCGAGTCGCCGTTCACAGCAAGAATCAAGGGATGTCGTGAACGGTGGGAGATCACAGAGAATTTTCCTATTTATAGAGGGATCCCACTAGTCGTCCAGCAACTGCGTATACTCAAGGAGCTACTAAAGCAACAGCTTATACATATACGGAGGGGGCAAGCTAGATTATGAATTCCCGAAAGGCAAACTCTTTGAGTTCTAAAGGCTCGGCACTAAATACGAGTTTCATCAGAACGAAGCTCAGCTGCGCCGCTGAAGAAATGAGAAATGGGATTTAGGGTTTCTCTCTCTGTGCTGGGGCGCTTGCCTTTTTATTAGCTGGAATTCTTACACAGAGGCCCTTCCTTTTTTTCTTTATTTTCTTTTTATGTTTCTATCCCTATTAAGTTTCTATTAAGTCTTTTAAGTAGCGGACCCTTATTGGGCCTATCTAGTTTGATATTAGTTTGATATTAGTTTGATATTGAAGCTGCATATGTATAAGACTTAAAGTTTGCAATAAATTAGCCCACGGGCCTTTTCCTAAAAAAAAAAAAAATTCACTAAACTAATAAGTTAATGAAGTTTCAGAATCCGATGTATTTGAACTATTTCGAAAAGTTTCCGCCCCTCGTGAGGTTCTTGGCTAGCTATACTCCTACTTTACTTGGCTAGCGCGAACTACTTTACAACGCTAGACTCCCGGTACTCCCCAAAACTACCTCTCTAACATACCAAACTTAGACTTTTTCATTACTACTCCTGCGAGCCACTTACTTGCATCTCTTCTCCGGACATATTATTCTCTTAGATAGGACAAGCAAGTAAAGTAACGAAGAATTCAAATTCTCTTTTCACTATATATGATAAAATGAAATTACAAAACACAACGATCCAGTGCGTGTTAAGCATATAGCGCACTTCCTTTTTCTACATTTCTTTATCAGCTGTGCCATGGTCTGGCATTCTTGACATAGCAAACCGCTTGCTCTCCACTTCTGAGATCCAGTAATGGAACTGATGGTTATTAAGGGTCAGGTTTGTGCTGATCTCGAGGGTCACATGTAGCTTTGAGGATCAAGATAAGAAATGCACAGGTATCCAACCTGTTGCCCTTATTTCTCATGATAAAGACAAGGTTAGTCTATAATCAAGTAAGTGGTCCAAACGTTTGGACTTCTCAAATAATTATTAGGCACTCGCTATGTCCAGTGTGGTATCAGCAGGTGTGGTAGTATGTTGATTGTAGCCAGCACAGCAATAGAAAGGGGTGGTTCACCGACCGGAAGATCTTAAAAAACACGCCCTAAAATAGGAAAAAGATAGGTAATGCCTGTGACGAAGGAAGCCCATAGGGAAGTTTCGACATTTCCCTTTTGTTCCACTCTCGATGATTAATATAGAGTCGCAAGGTCTCATCCTTTCTCTTTTCAAAGAACACAAAGGTCTCCCCAGATAAAGTACATTGGCTTGCGGCCCCTATATTCCCTTTCGTTCTATTACATGCCAGAGGGAAAAAGAATCAAAAGATTCTAAGACGTTTCTTATGGTTTTTCGTTCTATACATGCCTACGTTACTCACTGAGTGAAAGAGACATAGAAAGTGATCGGGAGTAGGACTTTAAGCTTAAGACTAGGGCTTGTGACTTTGGCTTGCTTATGCTGAGGTAGTAGTCATTGTTTAAGATTAGTATTTATTTAAAAAGGAGTTTTTATAGGTGTACAGTAGGACAGTAGGAATTGGAAGTATTAAGTAGTTAAGCTTAGGTATGGGTTATTGCTTTTTACTAATGATGTAGTCAAGTATAAAAGAATTACTAGGTAAAGCAGCTACCTTAGGTGTAAAGTAATAGGCATAGGCAAGGGCAACAAGTAGTTGGGAAAAAGGGGCCTCTGCAAGCAAGATAGGCGAGTACATGTTTTAGGAGATAGGCTAGCTAGTAATGCAAGGAATATGCATTTATTTTGGAGTTAGCAAGTACAGTAGGCTTTTCAGGGAGTACCGGAGTTATGGTATTCATCTTTCTGATTCGTTTGAGGATAGTATTGAGAGTATTCAGTTTAAAAGACCTTTGTCCAATAAAAAAATCTCTTCTGTGGTGGATGAGATTGAGTTTAAAAGATTGCATGGGGTGAAATTTAAAAGAAAAGATAAGGATAAGAGATATAAAGTAGATCAGATTTTAGGGAGGGTTACCAAATTGTTAAATAAAGGAAAGTTCTTTCATGGAATATTAGGGGGGTATGAGGCTTTTCGTTCGTAACATGCCGTAGTTACTCACTGGGATAAAAAGGATAATTCTTAAAGATATTCTTAAAAATGAGAAGATAGATTTGATAGGGATACAAGAGACTAAGATGGAGTCTTACACTAGCAGATTTATTTAATCTTTTTGTGAGAAAAATTGTGATTGGATCCATCTACCGGCGGCTCATACTGCTGGGGGTGTTTTCCTGTGCTATAACACTGAAAAAGTTATTTGGCATCACTCCTTGATATAAGTTTTTGGTTTATCTGTGATTTTAGAATGCAACGAAGATAATGTACTGTTTGGTTTGACAACTGTGTATGGGCCTACTAATAAGACTCTTAGATAAGTTTTCTTTCAAAAAATTAGATCGCTACATGAAATGTGGGATGGTCCGTGGCTTATTTTTGGGGATTTTAATGTTATTAGATATATAAATGAAAAAAGTAGTGGGGCTAATTTCAATAGGGGGCAGGCAAAAAGATTTAATAATTTGATTTCAGATCTAGAATTAGATGATTATCATTTGCAGGGGCAACGATTTACTTGGTCTAATATGAGATTTAAACCTAGTTTGGCTCTTTTGGATAGATATATGTATAATAAGGATTGGGGGGGAGTTATTCCCTCTTTGTACTGTTAAAGCTTTACCTAGAGTCAAGTCTTATCATAATCCTGTGATTCTGGATAAAGGTAATAAAGAGATGTTTCAGGCTAATATTTTTAGATTAGAAAGTGAATGGTGTGATAATGAAGATTTTAATAAACTTTGACCTAGATGGTGGAATAATAGTTTCGATAGTGTGGATATTGCACATAGTTGGCATCGAAATATAAAACAGTTGAGACAAAAGTGTAGAGGTTGGGCTAAAAACTATTATGGAGCTTCTAATAAATTCAAACAGGATAGGTTAGAAAAAATTCAAGATTTGGAAAATATACAGGAGCTACGAGACTGGACTGTAGATGAATATTTGGAGTTTTTAGATTTACATAAAGCCTTGGCCATATATTGAAGAAATAAAATATTGTAATATTAGGTATAAATCACAGTGGCTATTGAAAGGGGATAGGAATACCAAATATTTTCATAAATTGGCTACTTTTAAAAAGAAGAAGAATATGCTAGTTGGACTTAACATTTATGATTCTATTTTTACTGATGGTTCTGTAATAAAGCAAAATATACAATATTTTTATATTAATCTGTTCGGAATTTCAGGTGAAAGATATGCCTCTATGAAAAGTGATTTCTGGAAGATGCAACAATTGGTTAGCAAGGAAGATAATGAGAGATTTACTAGAGCTTTTAGTGAGATGGAGATACAAGATGCTTTGTTCAGCTCTAGTGCTTAAAAATATCCAGGCCCTGATGGTATTCCATTTATATTTTCTCAAAAGAATTGGGAGTTGGTTAAAAAATATATTTTTGCTCTCTTTGATAGTTTTTATAGAAATGATCTCAATGTACCTAAGATTAATAAGGCCATGGTTTGTCTGTTACCTAAGAAAGATGATGCAAAGAATATTAAGGACTATAGGCCGATAAGCCTCTTGAATTGCATATATAAATTGATAAAAAAAGTTTTGACCAATAGATTAGCACCTATAGTCAATAAAATGTTAGATCAGTCACAGGCAGCGTTTTTGCAGGATAGATATATAGTAGATAATGCTGTCTGTGCTGCTGAGATAATTCATGATAAAAAATTAGGTCAAAAGGAAGGGGTAGTAATAAAAGTAGATCTTGAGAAAGCATATGATCGGGTCAATTGGGATTTTTGATTTTAAATGTTACTCTCTATAGGATTTTCTTCAAAATGGATAGGTTGGATTCAATCCTTATTGATCGGTGGACAGATTTGTGTGCTTGTAAATGGCCGCACTACACCCTATTTTACTGCTAAGAGGGGATTAAAACAGGGGGATCCGCTGTCCCCCATTTTGTTTAATTTGGTAGGAGATTGTTTGAATCAAATGCTAAAAAAAGGTAGAGAGCCACAGAGGATTATAGGGTTAGGTCCCAATATTGATAATGGGATGAAAATTTCTAACCTCAATTATGCTGATGATACGGTTATTTTCTGTGTAGCAGATAGTGCCAATGTTCAAGCTATAAAGTGGGCATTTATGGGCTTTGAGGCATTAGCAGGTATGAAGGTTAACTATTCAAAATGTAGTTTGTACCCAATTCAAATTTATATTGAGAAAGCCCAATGCTTAGCAGATTTGTTTGGGTGTCAGGTAGCTTCCTTTCCTATGAATTACTTGGGTTTACCAATACATTGGAAAAATTCAAGGTTAGTGATTGGCAGTCGTTGTTGGATAAATATCAGATCAAGTTGAATGCTTGGAAAGGCAATTTTTTGTCATATGGGAGCAAGCTTATTCTTATTAACAGTGTATTACCTCCTTGGTTCTTTTCATGCTCTCATTTCATTCTATTCCAGCTACTGTTATAAAACAGATTGATAAGATAAGGTCACGATTTTTATGGTACTCTGGAAATTCTAGAAAATATCATTTAGAAAGATGGAGTAATGTTTGTAGGCCCAAAGATAAAGGGGGACTCGGGATTTGAAACTTGAGCAATATGAATGATGCTCTTTTAGCTAAGTGGGTTTGGAAATTGAAAGATCCATCTTATGCGGGTTGGTGGAAGGATATTGTTAAGATTAAATAGAATTCTTGCTCCAATAAGAAAAGATGGTATCCTTTTTGGCATAGGTTAAAGAGTTTAGAGCAGATTGTGGATATTAATTGTTCGTTTGAGTTAGGGGATGGAAAAAATATTAGATTCTGGCATGATAAATGGTTGGATTCTTTTCCTTTAAAGATTAGTCATTTTACACTTTATAGAATTTTTCCGAAGCCAGATATTTTGGTAGCAGATGCTTGGCATAACGAGGATTTGAATATTACTTTCAATAGACAACTCTCTCAGGTTCAAATGAGGGTTCTTAGTGACCTGAAGTTGCTTATGCAATCTATCTCTCGTGGGAATACTAAGGATAGGTTAAAATGGGGATATAGTAGTAAGGGATAGTTCACTTCGAAATTGATGTACAACTGGCTAGATGAGAGGGGTGTTTTTGATACTGCTTATAGTTTTATTTGAGATTTTAAAGTACCTACCAAGATTAAGGTTTTCTTATGGCTGGTTTCTCGAGGTAAACTGTTGACAAAAGATGTTCTTTTGGCCAAAGGATGGAAGGGGGAGGGTATGTGTAGCTACTGTCATCATGATGAGACTTTGGAACATTTGTTTTTTCATTGTCCACAAAATAAAAGATTATGGCTTTGGTTTTTAGGCCAATTTTACTTTAGTATGCGATTACAAAACCTAAATGATCTCATCGGTGTGTTAAATGCTACACAATTGCAATGGGGTACGGCTATGAAGATTTGGTGCAGTGCAATTATGTGGGTGTGTTGGAAGATTCGAAATGAGGCGGCAATCCAAAATAAGAGAGTACCCTTCTTCAGAGCGATGGGAACTAAAATTCATGCTTTAATTTTCTATTGGTCAGATATGTGGGATGAAAAGCTCAAAGAGAAAGTGCTTAAATTGATGCCTGACATCCAAGAGCTCCCTATGCAGCTGATGGAGGAGGGAGGAGATTGAAGACGAGGGACTGATTTGCAGTAGTCTAGAGTGATCTGGAGCAAGGAAGTTTAAGTTTCAAGTGTTTCCTTGTGCTATTGGTTGTAATTGAAGTTTCTATTCGGACTTGTCATTTTGTTTTGTGTTTGTTTGTTGGTGTTTGATCTAGTTGCTAGATCATGATAATAAAAGTAGTAGGGCTGGTTTGCTGTGCGATTAACTACAGGGAAGGGGTTTTCTGTGAGGCTGGTTTCTGTAATAATAAGGGGAACGGTGGTTAGGGGTTGTTAGTGTGCATACAAATGGATTTTGCTGGTACCGATATGATTCGTTGTAAGAGGGTTTGTTTGTTTCTTTTCAATTGAATGAAAAGGTCACCAACAAAGTACTAATGAAAAGGGCACCAACAAAGTCAATTTATGGTAAGGAAAAGGGGATAGCTGGTTCTCGAGCAAGGCGAAGGAAAACAATCCTCATCCTCCTATCAAATCTATTTAATTATTCCAAACCTTTGCCCGAGCCGTGCTTTTCATTGATTGGATTTCCCTTAGCCAAAGAAGGAAGCTGTTTGCCCCCGATGGGTGTACCGCTGGAAGTACCGTTGTTGGAAAGGATATCTCTGAACGGACCGATTTGAAGCACAAGATTGGGGATTCCCGCGTCTATTCATTTCAGGAGATTGGCCGGGGGATTGTCAAAGTAATCTAACTCCTATTCCACTGGAGAAACTCCATCATAAATTAACCAGGTATGAAACGAAAAAAAAGCACTTTCTCGACCTAGGCCGTCGACGATCCCTTCTACCCTTCCCCTGTTCCACGAGCTCCTATGAAGGCACTAACCCTTCTTTGATTTTATGGTCAGCGTACGTGGTTTTTCATATCTATCGAAATCTTAACCGATCTTTCTTTCCCAACGAATAAGCTCTTTATCCCTGTAAGGTGCAAGGGGGGGCGGGCGCACTGAAGCGGGAAGAAGGGCCATATGTCCTAGCTTATTATTGTAGTTGGAAAGAAAGGATTGAAATCGAAAAACTTTGATCTTGAATATACCCCTTAGAATCCAACTTAGGCGTGGGTGCCCTAACTAAACTGGGGCTAAAGGTGAGAAATCCATAAAGCGAAGAACCCTTTGAGTCATATCGCAATGATACACCTTTGCTAAAAGAAGAAAGACTCTCTCTGTGCTTTGGCTATAAAATATCTACTTTAAAAGGCAGGCAGCTCTACTAGCATACCACTGGATCGCTTCCCTCCCTTCGTAGTATTCTCGATTTTCTGCCAAGCTTCAAATTAATTGAATTAGGACTTCGATATGGTTTGGCTCAGCTAGTGCTACTCTTTCTTGGGGCCTTCTCTAGTAAAGAAAGGAAGGTGGTCATGAATGACCTGGGAATATTCTGATTCTGCCTGGTCGTACTAGGACATTAATTAAGGTATCCATAATACTTACTATAAGATGGTTAGAGATGCTTATCCATGTCTATCCTGAACATCCCGTTCATACATACTTGCCTATCTTTCTAAACCTAAACCGGGTCTTCTTCCTAGCTAGCTTTCAAAAACCTGTCCCGGGACTCAGCTTACTACTAACAAGCCTGCCCCATGCCTTCTATCTATTCATAATACGCATCTCGCGCCTCTCCCATAGCCCTGGCACTGTCAGGTGTGCTTGACACGTTCATCTTTTCACGTGACCTGAATGGTCCATAGAAGATAATCACATAAGTCAAGTGCTCATCGTTGAAAGAAACATATCGAATCAAATCTTTTTAATAACCAGAAGAACCAAAGCTGGATAATGAGTTTATAGCAGCATGGTAAGGAATGCACCATATGGAACGAACAGGGATAAAATTCGATTGCAGTCAGTCAAAGTAGTAGCAACGTGGGTTTGAGTAGTTGCTAGTCTCATCTAAGTCCGAGGAGGGGTCAAGTCATAAGGGAATCCTTCTATAGAATATGTTGCTACCCACCTTGTTGGATAGCTTGGAATCTTCGCGTTGAAATCGAGAACGAAGACTCTAGAAAATAGCATTTTGGTATGCTGCACACGGGGAATCGCAAACACATAATGATTAGAGACCGGGGAGCTAGCTGGTCAGTCACTAGCACCTAAAAAAAAAACTAGACATCCCCACCAACGCAAGAGCTCGAGTACCACCTCACCTCGACCAAAAACTTAGGTGCGGGGGTTATTTAACGACTTTTCGACTAGAACACATCAAAGGTCTCCCACTTTCCGAAAGGGCAATTTGCTCCTACTCATTCTAGTTTCTAGTCTGGTTTGTAAAGAAAACTATTTGACACCTTAGCGGCCTTATTTCTTGAATGTAACTCCCCTATATATGATATTCTAAGATGCGCATTTATTAGAAGAAGGAGAAAGGGAAAGCTGTTGGCTTATATATATATTATTACTAGAATAACCAACAAAAACAGGTAATTCAAACAAAAGCTATCATAAAAAACTACTATTTATCAGCCACATTGACATTTTTCATTAAAAAAAAAGATACATGTTCCAGAGTTTTACTTCTGTGAAACCAAAAACACTAATTCTTCAAGCTCGCCTTCTTTCTCCTTTAATAGCCAACCCAAAGACTCCACCGTCTCATGTCCTCTAGCGGGTAATCGTCTTGGGTGATCAGAGTGGCCAAACAAAGTGGGCCGACTAATCATAGTTTTAAGTGCTTTCCCCATTAGGATTGGAATCTTTCACATAGGAGGGCGGCTTAGGTAGGTAGGTTCAAAACGATTTGATCGATGAGCCTTGACTTACTTCGTTTATACTTGTTCTTGCTTGTGCGAACGAAGCACAATGCCTAATGAGTGTGTGTTCCTATAGATAGTTGGAAATGCTAAAGTAAGAGCCCCATCCAAGATGATAAAGTAAAGTGCTGCGCCTTGGGTGCTTCGTATACATCTTTTCTTGGAAATGCAAAAGGTAATTACCTAACTACAATCTTAGGAAATTTGCTGTCAAAGAGAGCCCTTTCGGGCCTATGATTTTATATTCAATTCGTTAGAATCCTTCCTTCAATTCCCCATTCAAGAGAAGAGTTTCTTACTTGTGCTAGCTAATTCTCTCACTCCCTGGAGGTAATAGATGGCAAAGACTTACTCACGGTAATAAAGATTCTTGCAGCTCAAGCAATTCATTCGTTCAATGACGATGTTCACTCACGAAAGTAAATTACCAAGTATTCGTTAAATGAACAGGGAGGGGTCCTTCTAAACTAGTTTATCTAGCTAGGGCTAGGGACGATCTCGAAACCTTGATTTACCTATACGCATCGAATGTTTCCAAAACATATAAAAAAACATATACAAATGAGTACATACATTGTCCTAGTCCATGCTTATAAGCTGATCCGCGCGAGAAGGAAGCTATTCTCATAAATCAGACAAGGCATCTACTGCTTCTGCCTATTATACTGCCGACTCTAACTATCAATCATGTCTATTACTGAATGCATAAACCAAGCTAGTTTGCATAAACCAAGCTAGTAGGATATTCCGGCTATTACCCGTCTACGCCCTTGCTTCTAGACTTTCTTGCTTGCCTAGCACGTGTATATAAAAACCTATAAAACTATACCGCTTTGCTTTCCCCAACTACATATGCCTATTGCCTATTAGATAACCTAAGAAAAGCAGCTACTTGATTTGGTTGACCACACCAACTTTTAAATTACTACTTTGACTCTTTTACTTTCCTTTCCTTTAATGTCAGAATTCATAGTATTCTCTATTCTTGTATCTTATTCAACTTTCTTTCAACCCAGTGAGTAACTACTAATGTATAGAGTGAAAAGGAGAGTAAACTATCAACGTTCAATTTATTCGCGCATTGACTTCTTGCTCTAGAAGAGGTTCGATTACAAAGCAATACTCCGTTTGAAACCAAAGGACTAGTAGGTTAGAGGCGAATACAAGTAGATAACTACTCGGTTGTTGAAATAGGAGTATCTTAAAGAGGAGTTCAAGAGATAGATATGGCGGGCTCCTGTTGAACCAGTTGGACCTACCTAGGGGCTTGCTAGTGCTTGGCTGACCAGCTCCTTTCAAACTATCTTACTCAATATGATTAACAGGAAGCCCTATTCTCTCCTTACCCTAAGCTAGCCTACTACTTCCTCACCGCTGGGAACTTACTCTTCTTCCTTCTCCCTTCTACTAGAATTATAGCACATTTCTTGTTTTGTTCCAGTCAACAATGGCTTTGACTCTGGTTGGGTCGATAAATGTCCTTTTCACATGATGTGCCAGAGGTAGACAAGCCCCGGCTCGCACTTCGACATCTTTTCAATATCTTATCCTTTCGCAATACCCTCCAGTACGGATGGCGGATGTTTCACGTGCTCGGACCACGTCTTGCTGTAGAAAGGGATCTAATTTGACTACACAACCACGAAATCCGGGTAGCCTCATTCACAACTCTAATGAATGGTTCCAGGGCTTTTAAGAACCAAGGGAAGACCATCCATTTTATCATTCCTTCCCGCGGCGGATCACTAATTGTTCCTATTTGAATCCTAACCTGGCTGGCGAATTTACTATCTTTCTGAGTTATATGATTGGCACTATCACTTTTGACTCTTGAGAGGGTGTGGAGCGGGTGTGTCTACTGAAATCTTTTCTATTCTATAGAACCGCTTCGCGCCTTGGCAACCCGCGCCTTCATTAGCTCGTGAACGATCTTAAAAAGCTCTTCCTCGTAGCAGTTTATACTTGTAAGCTGTTATCCCACTTTGTTGGCTTTAGTAGTCTTTGACCATGTCTTACTGATCACTTGATAGACATCAAGAGCCGGGATAAGGCTAAACCCCAATCCCTTCAAAAGAACTAATCGCGGGTCTCGCTGCTCGTCGTTTAGATTGCACTCGCTTGCTTCACACTTCACACCTCCCCTTAGAACCCCTCTTGGAAAAAAAAAGGATCTTTCGTAGGGGTCTCGCCCAGAGGAGATAAAGTAAGTAAATATCTCTTTGAATCTATCATAAAAGGAGTTGCCATAAAAACGTATAGTCGATTTGATCTATTCCGATCGCTTCCCCATTTGTAGAGGAATGGATTGTCACCCGGGTCAGTTTGTCTTACCAGATCCCCTGTAGATAACACCCGAGGGCATGAAGACTTAAGCTCCCATAATGTCGGGTCTTACTGACTCTAATTTAACTCTTCCACGAAAAAAGCCTTTACGGGCGGCTATCCGTCTTCAACCATCATCACCTAGATCGGATTCTTGCCAAATGCCATAGTCGGTATTAAGACCAAGGAAATAAATAAGGTGAGTGGGCGGGCACCTAAGCACCTTATCTAAAGGAGAAATGAAATGATTTTATGCAAATTCATAGGCAGAACGGAGAGCTAGGAGTCTTTTTTCTATTCTTTCTGCGACCTCGTTGACTTCAAGGAGGAGCTAGTCTTTTCTTTAAAAAATACTACATGAGTACCTCATTACCGACTAACCTCTGCGGGAAAGCTCTAACAACTTTTCCAGCCAGCTCAAAAGAGAGAATCAGGAAGGCCGTGAACCAGGAGAAATCAAACTGGGTGCGCCTAGAATACTGAATTCAGTCATGAAACATGAAATGAAGTCACTTCGATCGTGCTTAACAGTGAAAAAAGAGAGGTCACTTTGGGTTTGGAGTAAATAGTTAAGTCAGCAGGCATTTCTTTATTTCTTTTCTTCTTCTTGGCAAGGTGAAATTCCCTGCCTTTGGTATTTGAGAAGCAGGTTATGGTGAATCCGGTGATAAGGCTGGCAAAGCTTCTTTGCTCTAGGTGTAGGCGGCTGGGCTGTTCAGTGTGAAGTACTTAGCTAGCTATGGTAGGTTGGTTTGGCAATGCCAAAATAGAAGCAGAATAATATTTTGGATATTCCTGCTTTTATTCGTTTCTTGCTAGCCACTTCGCATATCGGTTGTTGTGGATCACCCACCAAGCATAAGCGAGTCTGGGTCAAACCAGCCATACAGCCTGTTACCTCCTCGTATAAGCCGAGTTGAAGAAAATATAGACGCTGAATTGAGCGGGGCGCACGGCGCTTCAGCCGACAATAATGGTGAAGGGGGAACCTCGCTGGATAAAGGCGCGAAGCGAAATATAAAAATCCGTATCCGCACTGCACTGTGATCGAGCGTATAACTAAAACATGCGAAGAAAAAAAAGAATAAAAGATTGGCTAGCAAATAAAGCCACTGAAGCAGCCAGAAATCACTATAATGCAGATTTAGCTAAACAAGAGGCAGAAGAACAACGCCGATATGAAGAAGAGAAGGCGCGCAGCGAGCGCAATAAGGAAAGAGTTGTGAAGAAGGATTCCGAACATAAAAAGACAAGCGAAGACCGAACAATGTGTTTATTTTCCGGTAGGAAGCTTGAATTCGGATCTGTAATTTCTCGAATAAAAGAGGAAAGCCTACCTATGCAAGATTGAGTGCTGTGCTGCTTGGACAACATTTATCCATAATAGATAGTCAAATTGAGTGGCGTGATGCTACCTTCCTTCTTGGAGAAAAGAGTTCCCGGAGGGGTGTTTTTATTTCTAGGAATAGGAGTAGGTTTCAGTAGAACAAATTAAGATTATGTATCTAATCTGTGCGCAGCAAAATAGCGAATAGCGAAAGAGCGGTGTAATAGGTGCAAGCAAGGCCGCGTTGGTCCTCACTGGACATTATACTCTCCTATTCGTTAAATCCTTTCTATTTTTATGATACCCGGAAACCAGTCAAGTAAGTAGGGATTTCTTTCTCCCCATCCATGGTTTCTTTGACTTTTTGATAGGCGTCCGGCGCATGCATACAACCATTCCTTCTTCTCCTCGGAACGTCAGGTCGGGCCTCCTCTCATAAATCTACAATCTACTATCTAGAATTAGTAGAGTGAAATAGAGTACTCACACAAAGTGAAAGAGCTACACCCGGGCGAGTCCACTCACTACTCGACTACCGGCGAAGACATGCGAGACAATTCTTTCATTCAGTCTGGCGGCAATGAACACAAATAAAAGAAAAGGCAACTCATCTATTCATTCAACGAAAAAATGTCAGTCAAAGTAAGTCAATGAAAAAGCCCCTTACCCCAATCAGTTAGTTAATCTTAACTAGGAAATGCAAGTAAGGAGGCATCTCATCTAGGAACTGAACCCACTAACTTATACTTAATACAATATTCCAAGAACATAAAATCAAGTAGTAGTCAAAGTGCTCGCTCATCATCTTCTTAAGGGAATAACTCAGATAAATAAATAAGTGTTTCCGCGGAAAGCTCAACTAGCTAGCTTCTTTTAAAGGAGAAAGCGTCAGTTAATTGCCCGCCCTCCTCCCTTGCTCCAAATGGGAGCAAGCCCTCCTCCCTTGAACGATATCAGAGAATGAAAAGGTTCTTTTCTTTTTGAGCTTAGAATTTCTTTCTCATTTATCATAATAGTCAAAATACTGTTCTGCACCCGGTTTCCCCCTCTTCAAGCTTCCACATTTATCCCCTACATCTTCTTCTTTTTGAAAGGCGAACGCGAGCAAGGGGAAAAACCAATCCTCAGAGGCCCTTTGGAGAAGACTCAATCTTTCTTCTTTCCTTCCTTGTCTGTCAATTGCATATAGATCACCGCTTCGCGCCTCTCGCTATTCTCGCTCCACTGGGGAAGGGTTTTTTTTTTTTCTCTCTCTTCGGTAAAAGCACTGATTTGGCCCATAGGGAAGATCCAACTTGATTCAAGGAAGTCGGTCCATACAGAGCTGTATTTTGGCAACTGCCTTATTGCTTTCAAACTTATATCTTAGGAAGACTTCGAAACGGAATTAGAGGTCAAACAATACTCTACTCCTAACTCTTAGGCAATTGATACTTTGCCTATGAACTATATGAAGATTAGGATATAAAAATTAGGTCATACCTCTCTTCTCCTTTAGAACAGAGCATCTGGCACGTTTGGAAACCCAAGAACTTGAACGAGGGTTCCCTCCCGCCCGGGGAACTTAATGCCGAGGTTGGGGCTGAAACGAATAAGACACTTTACTCGGGGGCGGAATGCTTTACGTCCGAAACACTGAGAAGAACTCCCTCCAGGAAGGAGTTTCTAAGATTCGTGCAATAATTTTGCGGAACTTTAGACCAGAGAACACTCAATTTCCCGTATTGAACTCAGCTGACTTCTGCCCTGAATGGACAGTCGGGTATTCCTCTAATCCTATCATAGAAGTTATCCTATTGAGCTGTACTTAACCCAACCTGACATAGGCACCCTAATGCGACATGCTTGAACCCACAATTAGACCCAAGGGACATTGGACATTCAAGTAAGGAGACTTTTGCTCGGGCATAAATTGAAGGGGGAGCGTTTTTCTTCCCGGGTTCGCTCCTGCGGGTCGCTCACGGTAACTAAGCCGACCAAAGGCGAACAACCTTTGAGTCTCAAGCTGAAACCTATAAGCTTCCCGATTACAAATAGAAAGGGATAGGGAGAATGATACACTTCTCTTCTCTAGCCATACGGTAAAGGCGAGTTGGGGAGGATGTGATGCACGATTTCTTACTACCAATTTGAAATGCTTACCTTACTGTGGTATACTCCATTCTAATACCTCTCTTAAGGACTTGAGTTCTCAATTCAACAAGGAACTTAATAGTGGAGCGGTAGACTTCTCCAATACGAAAATAAATGGCTGATTATTGCTTAGGCTCTTAGGTAATTGTCGCGATTTATAGGGCTCCGCGCCTTTGCTACTTGACCTACGGAGCCCCCGAAGAGATATTGCCTTTGAGAGAGCAATATTTTGATCTAGACCTAAAGACATACTAAACTTAGTATTTGTACTCGGATTGGGAAATCCGTTACTAGGGAAGTTTCTGATTTATTGGCTGGACAAGCTTCTTCAGAATACGCATTACCAGGATAGGCGGCTGGTGAATAAGAAAAGGCTTTATAGAATATACATACTCAATTCCTCAGGCGAGGTCCTTGCTTTCGAATAGAACGACGGAAAGGAACGGCTACTAGTCTAACTCCTACGGTACGTACGTATTCAATAATCTCCTGCTCATGCCGGGTTCTCTCAAACACATCACAAGGATGCAAGCAGTCTGACGTCACAGTTCATCGAGCGGTAAAGCAAGCTGGTCAGCAAAAAGCAAGCAGGCTTATATTACAGTAGTAAAGATGGCTGGTATCCCAGTGCTTAGCAGGAAAGAAGAAGAGGAGTGATCCTAGCAAAGGGATAGGGATACACAAGCGAAGCTCAAGCGAGCCCGGAAGTAATGAGAAAAGGGAAGCTATAAAACGAGTACCAGTAGTAAGCCAATCCCTGGGTATCCTATTGTAATTTTAAAAATATCCCTAACGCCCTTAATTAAAGCCAGAGTTATAAAAAGAGCTTTGGATCCTAGGAAGATCTAGGCAATTAGTGAATGAAAAGAAAGCAGAAATACCGGTCTGTCGATATTGTAAGTACCCTTCCTTTGTCTCCAGTTTTTCCCAAACAAGGATAGGATTAGTGTCACTGAGTTGGGGAGAAGATTTTGGTCAACCAGTTGAGTTCTCGTTCTCAAGCGACTCCAGCTTAGCGCCCTTTATCAGGTTTAGAGCATGCCACAGGATAATTTGGCAGATTCCCCAATAGTGGTTTAGGTCCTGTACCATAAACTTCCCTTATATAAAGATCCACAGCGGTCATGCTTTCCACTGGTATAGTTCAAAGTTCGATTTGCTTTTTCAATGTTACTCGGTATAAAAAACCCATACTAAACCTAACCTGGGTTTTATTAGGCTGGTAACCGACGTTCCGAAGCAGTAGTCATAGTTGGCTAAGGTACAGATTTTATGTGAAAAGAAGAAACCTTGCCATCGCTTTCGACGGATCCCTACTTCCAACACGGACAAGTTGTAGGTTCTGATAATTGAGTGAGTGCTTTTTTATTAAAGAAGGACCCGTGAGGTGATACTTCGGGATACGAAGAGGCATAGGCATTTAATTAGAAAAGGCCTTCCTTCCTCTTAGAAAGGCTAAGTCAGTAAGAATGACTGGAGGCAAAATAGATTCTTAGATTCCCGGTAAAAGCATTTATTCTAAGCCGGGAGCATAAAAGAGAATCAAGTTATGTAGGAACCGCACCTTATGCTTTTTCCACCCTTAGAATAGTAAAGTATCCGGATAAGCTAGTGCTGTTGGTGATGGATCCACTTATGGACTCGTACTGGGCGACTGTCTATGCTACTAGGTAGACTACCGAGGAGGATCTGGATCTTGGGATTTGAAGGATCTGCTACTGTTGACAAAAACTAGGTGGTATGCTATAGGTGCATCATATAATAATAGATGTCTGACCTCTTCACCAACTACTGAACCCACCTCTGGGATTGGTCTAGTGCGCCAGGCATCGTAGGCCATAGACTAAAAGAACTACTTGAACCAAGAACAGTAGTAACGTTTGGAAAAGAAAGAAGTGTTTCATATGCTATCACGTGTTGAATAAAAGCAAGTTGCAACTAGGGCTAAAGCAGAAGAAAGGGCTTTTGAACATACGTTTTCTTGGTGCCGCGCATCCAACAAGCAACGCTGGCGCGATATACGTTGTGCGTACCAAGCAAGGGGTGAGTAGGGCCTAGCGCGAAAGAACTCAAGGTAAGATGCGGTAGCCACGCATCCGTTTTCTTGTGGGATTTCAAGAAGCAAGTTCTTAGGCTCAGGTGATTGCCGCTTACTCCTCTTTGTTTTTTCAAAGAATAACCAGAAAAAATCGTTTCATCATAGTTTCTATAAAGCAGAGATAAACGAACTTTACTGAAACATCAAGCTTGGCGCCCTTCTATGCTTGTTTAGAGTCCAGCTTCCTTTTAATTAAGCCGCTTCGCGGGGCAGACTGCAAGATTGCTTCCTCGGCCTACTAAATAAGTTCCCTTACCCTCTCAGCCCACTGCTCTGCCTCAGCACAATCCTTAAACCCTGTTTCAAGCATGTAGGATATAACCTCCTTAGGACAGACATTTCAATCTATCTCTAAGCCATACTTAACTCACCCTTGCCTGCCAGCCTTGCTTATTAGTGTAGTTAAATACTCTCCAAAAATATATCTCTCAATAAAAGTATGCTTTACTTCACAAGTCTTACTTTTATAATAAAGCACATGCAACGCGCCCTTGCCTTGTTAACTTAACTGAGAAAGCAATATCAGGTCTCGTAATGCTTGCATACTTAAGTGAGCCCACTATAGGCCGGCCTATAGAGCGTAGGATATGAAAAGAGGGTCCCGCTTTAGTCTTGCACGTGTTTTCTTTGTTATTTCCTTTTGAAGTAATGTAGCCATTTTTCGTTGTATACTCGATGCGCCGCTTATCCTCTCAGTAGGAAGTAATATAGCGTGCCTCCTCTTGACTAAGAAAGAGTAATGGTCTTTCAAACTGACTCTGAAAGTTAAAATAAGGAAAAGAAGTGGATAATAAATAGCAAATATCTCTTTATCGATTTTGCAAAGTAAAGATATAATAGAATATACTTTCTTACCTTTCTATATGTTTTTTTTTGAATAGTTTTCTTTGTTGTCTTTTTTCTTTATCTAATTTGATTTCGCGCTCCAAATTTGCGATGGTTGCCTGACACGGAAACAAGAGGGCGGCCCGTGGGAGGTACGTCTGGTCTTTATGTCGTCTTCGCCAAAGAAAGGCTACTCTTTCTTCTCTCTTTCACTCTGGCCGATTCCTTTTTAAAGCCTTGAAGACTCCTAGCCTTATTCTATTCTTATATTACTTCTTAAAAGGCTCGCGCGCCTCGCACTATCGCTACCGAAGCGCCTGTAACCTGCCCATTGCGGGGCAGGCAGACACTTCACCTTGATCTTGTATAGAAGAGAGGTAAGCCCGCGTGCCTCTAAAGCGTCAAAAGAGGCCCGTCTAGTCCTGGCCCAGTCGGTCAACGGCCAATCCGCAGGGACGCTTCCTGGGGCGGACCACCGGAAAGCCCGCATTTGGGTCGCCCCGGGAGGATATCCCGCAAAAGAGTCACACCCAAGACCAAATTGCTTCTGTCCTTCAATCCAGTAATAGCGCACTCCTTTACGCAGATATGGCTTTTTCACAGCCAGTGTCAAATTCCTTATATGTTCTTTATTTGTTCCATCTTATTAGATTGTCCGATAGGTATTTATCCCAGAACTCTCTTTCTACTTTACCAAGACAATAGTCTACGTAGCGGGCAGCCTCAAAGGCATGGGTATTCATACATTTTTAATAGTCCTACAAATCAGCAAGGGGCAAGGAGGGTACTACTTTCATGGTGAAACGTTTGAACTTGTATGTCAGATTGCAAAAACAGAAGCGAAGGTAAGGCCTACAGAGGAATGCCCTACTTTCAGAGCAGAGGCGCGCAGCGAGAAAAAATCCGACGCTTCTTGGTTCGTAACATTATACGTTACTCACTGACTAGCATATTAGGCCAGCTAACCCGGCTCTACCACTGGCTATTGCATTTTGCTTGGGCCTAGCTAATACTCTGGGAAGGAAATGAGAAAGCAATATCACGACTCGCTATTCCTCTTTCTTACTGTAAATCTTATAAGTGAGTTGAACTCTTATATTGGTCTAGCAAAGAAGATAGCGTACCTTCAAACTGTTACCTGACAGAGAGAATTCCGCTATCGAAGTAATACTCTTGAAATGAAAGATTGGCTTGCAAACCTACTACTTCCTTTTAATCCGCTAAGTGAGTTGACATCTTGTAACTACGAGTAATGGAGAAAGGCCTAATACACTATAGCCGCCCAGCTTCTAACTGGACTTTCAATCTGATGTCCTCACTCGTATTTTTGTAGCTTGCGCTGCTAACTGATAACTCGAATTCAAGCTATCGAAGCAAGCTGATACGACGAGGAAATTCTTCCTTTTCACTTCAATTCCTGCTTGTAACTGCAAATCTTCTCTCATACTTGGATTCTGACTTGGCTACTAAAAGGAGTGAAACGAGAAGTAATTATTCTAGCCGACTCTTTTTCTGCCTCTCCAATCAAATTGAACTGGCTGGGACCCATAGTCAGGATTCAAGGAGTTGGGGACGAGTTAATTACTAGTTGGGCCTACTCTTCTTTTTCTTTTACTTGATAAAACACTTGCTTGGCTTTGAAGACAGTAGCGAGTTGGATTCGAACCAACGCATGAAGCAACGAATCCCATCTGGTCGATACTTTTGATAACCTCTTCCTTATCTGTTTAGTATGTCGAGTGCTTTTCGTTCGTAACATGCCTACGTTACTCGCTGGGCAAAATCGCAAGAGCTGAGTTTAGAAGGTCATAAGCAAAGCAGTTTACAAAGTTCCACCTCATCCGGTTTTTCACTGAACTGCTCACTCTGTTGGACGCATGAGACACTTTACCAAGGGATTTGGTTTTAGAACGAACAACACACCATAGTTATACGATGGTCTAGCGAAAGTCCAAACGAGTTGTTCATATACGCACCTGCCTCTGATACCCGGGTAGTAATGTCCACAAGCTTAGGCTTTTTTTTTTTTAATTTCATATTATCGTAAAGAGTTACGCTACGCCCTTCTCTAACCTGAGACTCTTTGAGCTTAGCTCACATATTCCGGGTTTATAGGCGGCTACTTTGTTTCGAAGTGGATTGTGTGCAGTCTTCCCTTTGTGTATCTATCATCGTACTTTTCACAGCTCGGTACTTGTTCCTCTCCTCAATCTAATCCCATTTTCTTTAATAGTAAAGACCATAACTGGGAAATATGGGGAAAATGCTTTTTTTTGTAACCAACCCATGAAGTTGACACACACTATCAAAGAAGACCTGGGCTGGGGCTGCAAACGGGTGAGATAGCGCCATAAAGTAACCATACTTGGTGAGACGATCCACCACCACTAGTATCACCTCCTTGTTCTCAGATTTGGGTAGCCCAGTAAGAAACTCCATGCTAACCCCTTGCCAAGGACCAGCTGGCAGTGGAACAGGTTTTCCTACATAATTCGTGGGGAACATGTTGATAAGCCAGGCCGGGGTCAATCAATTAAATCCGTCTCTTCTTGGAATTAAATCAATTTCCATTCGTGTTACCAGAGAGTTTTTCAGGGGAATTGACAGGTAAATAGGGGCCCTATAGAGGAGTCAGAAGATTGACCCACCCGGTAGGTAACAAGGAAAGTAGGTATTCAGGGCTTTGTACCTTCTTTGACTGAAACAACTTGCCTGTCTTGTGAAAACAAAAAAGACTAGCTTGTCTTGTCTTAAGCTAATAGCGTAAAATGAAAGAAGAGTAGGATATAAATTTAAATCCATCCTGAAATTCAATCTTTTCTATTCCAAGTGGAGGCAGACTACTATAATAATTGAAATCACAGGAGGCGGCGCTCTAATATGCAAAATCCAAGCACATTAAGAAAAGTCTCAAATGAACGAACAGAAAAATCGCTCAAAAGCAAGTCAATGCACTTAGTCCGCGTTGATTCTCTGCCGGAGTTGCGGCTATTCGCAGTGGAAAGAGATAGCCACACACTTCAATGTTCTGGTAAATCACTAATGCATAAAGGCCCGGCCCTCTCTTCTAGCTTTTCGGGACGCAAGTGGGTGTTGACGACCAGTGCTTTAATTGGATGGGAAAGTAGTAGACTAGCCGGCAAAAGGAAAGTAGGCAATGCGGGGGGATAAAAAACACTTGACTCGTCGATTCACCGATGCAAACCTAGCTGTAAAAATTCAGCGCTTTGATAAGAGGAGAAAAGGCAATTGGAATATTAATTATAGAAGTCAAAGGAGGGAATAAGGAATCCAAGCCATGACCTCCTCACGGGCCTTGTGTTGCCACTCCCGATGCACCGCTAAGAGAAGCACCACCCTGGTTAACAAGTGAGCAGTTGTTTCTTTCCCAGCGAGCGTAAAATGTGTTGCACTCATCTATTATCTCTTCGATTCCCAGCTCCTGCCTGTCAGTCTTGCTAGCAGCTAGCATTAACCCCTTAAGGTTCAGAGAATCCTCATACTTGCTTCCATTTGTCTTAATTAGTTTAGTAAGGGAGTGGCGAATTTATTTTTTTATCCACCACCTCATTTGGTTTTTCTTAGTAGGTAAAAACCTGTACACCAGGAGTGGAATCTGGTAAATAAAGTCCCTCTTTTGTTTATACTGATTTTGTAATGAACAAACATTTCTCACACTTGCAACCAATTACCCTACAGTTTGTGTCATTTGCGCATAGAATTCTGTTCACCATTCAACAGTCAACACCAATGATAAGTCAAGTGAAATGACTTCAATGTCACTGAAAGTCTTTTGTATAAAACATAATCTATGCATGACAGTTAAAATAACTGAAAGCTAAGCAAATAAATGATATTTCATGATCAAATGTTCAAGTGGGCTTAGAATAGTGATTGCCATTGTCAGTATAACTATTCCTCTTGTCGAAATGCTCGTCGTGACTTGGTGTAAAACACAGTGAAACAAAAAGCTTGCAAAATACTCTTTTATTTAAACAAAGAGGAGAGCTAAATGCTCGCCTGCAATTCATTTGAAAATAGGAAGAGAAACGCACCTGAATCCAGGGATATACAGTGACCGCAGTGCAATGGAGACAAGACGGGCTTGCTCGTCCTGCAATTAAAACACTCGTTTTCCATCCTCATAGCTGCTACCAAATGCCACACGGGAGATGACATCAGCAGAGAATGTCAGGAATGACCTGTGCACTTAAATCTCGAACTCGGTGCGTGTGCCACCCTTGACCTCCCATTTGTCCAACATAGAGGAAGAGGTTGTGGCAATTTCTGGAATCCAAGCCTGAACATAAACTAAAGTAGTTCTTGTGAAAACATTGTATAAAGAGAGATCTTCACCAGGGCTGATTCTCGCCATCTAGGAAAGACTTCCCCGGTCTGGAATTGATACCATCTGCCCCAGTGGTTATGCCCATTCTTGCCAAAAAAATCCATTATCTGTCCTACTTAACTTCCTTTCTTTCCCTTCTTCCTTCCCCCTCCCTTCCCTCTCTTAGAAGAAAGAGCGTGCCTCGTCTGTAGAAAATTGATACACATCCGCAAATAAGAATAGAGAAAAAAGTAAAAGACTCGCTATTCGTTTTCAGGCGACCCCTGCTTGCCTTACCGAAGTGCCTCTCTTTCTTTTCTCAAATTAGGTAGGGCCAGACCTTCTTGAAAAAGAGATTGAACTCCAAACCCCGAGAGTACAAGCCCGGAGTAGGAGATGTCCACCAGGTCTTGCCCGGGTGCACCAAATCGCACAACCGAAACTCCAATATTCGGAAAATATGCAAAAACCTTCAAAACCCCTTTTTCGGCCTTGGCCTCTCTTTCCTCCATTGCTTTCTAGATGGCGTCCTCTTATTTCCTGACAAATCCCGACTTCTCTTAGTGTAGTGGAACTAAAATACCCGAGTGAAGGAAACTCAATAGTCAAGGCTACTTCCTTTTACCAGAGAGAGGGCCAACTCTCGACCCCGATCTCTTTTCATTTTGGGTATTACCAAACCTAGCCTAGCCTTCGTCAATCACACCAAAGCAGAGAACCGCAAGGCCTGGTACTAAATGAAATTAACTCCTTACTTAAGCAACTTGCCCAAAAAGCACGAGGTCCCTATCGCAATGTTCTAAGGGGCGTCCCAATACTGCGCAACATGCTTAAAGAAAAGTGTTGCTGCGACTTGCCCTTCTGATACTTAACTTAGGAGACTGGTAAAATAAAAGATGTGTCTCGGTCTAATCTGCCTCAAGTGCTGGAAGGCGAAGCTGTAGATTGAGAATTTCCCACTTATCGTTCGCTACAGCCTCCTTCCCAGTTGGACTCTTAGAACGGATTCATTTGAGTGGTTACTTTCCTCGAATCCACAGCTTGCACTTTTCATAAGCCTGCCTTAGGGATCTCCTTTTCCATCGTACCCACTCTCTCCAGGAAAGCTAGCAACAGGCTGAAAAACTAATAATTGAGAGAACCAGCAAACTTCTTGAGTAATATGTAGTGGAGAAAAAACCAATGCATACCAACTACTTTGACTCAGTGCTAGCTCCGCAACCCAATAAACTTCTTTCCACCCACGTATAGTTAAGAATGACGATCAAGATGAGAATGAAACCCTCTGGGGAAAAGACTCGTTTTTACTACAGCGATAGAAATAGTAGAAAGACGGGCTGCCTAATGACACGCCCTTTATACTAGATATAATATTCATCCTTCCCTCGACTCATCCCGTACGGTTCAATATACGAGATGTTCTACCTTGGTAGCCACCTTATCATGAGCATTTTTTTGGTAGACCTTATCTTCCTAGAGTAGAGGAATTCACCCAGAGACAGAGAAGTGGTTTTCCGAAGATGAAAAGAATACCGAGTTCTTTGATAGAAAACTTCTACGCTAGCTTTCTAAAAGGAATCTCTTATTCATATGGCATAAATTTTCACAACTTGATGGAGATTTCTTAGAAATTTCCATGGTACAGTCCCTTTGCATGCTACAGTTCCATTATTTACTATCTAAATTTTCTATATAAGAAATTCTTAAGTAAGGTAGCTAACCTCTTCATGATAGGGAGAGGAATATGTGGATGTGGTAAAGGCGGCGGGTAGGATAGGACAATGGGGAAGGAGGGGAATCACATAAAGTATGCTTTCCAGTCCAATTCTTCAGTCCTACTCAAAGGTTTACCTGTCCGGCGGTCCAGAAGAATCAAAGGCAAGTAAAGCTTTTCACACATCACGTCAATCTTCTTACTTCCCGAAAAGTCATCTAGCCATGTATATGCGACACACATCCTGATCTATGCTATGCTATTCCGCAGAATGAGTATTTCCAGTCGAGCGAGCTTGTCTGTAGACTCAGTCGAGCTATTCATTCCGCACACTCTCTTTTGCCTTTTTGGCTATTCATTCATTACCGAAGTCTAGTAACTGACTCTTCCAGTCGAGCTTCTTCCTCTCTGATTGACTTCACTTGTCTATTATCATAGATAACTAACACTAACCATGCACATTTATCTCTTCCAAGACATTTCATTTCGTTAGTCTCGAAGCTGACCGAGCCAATGTGATCCCTGTATGTAGCTCTGCGGAGTTTGGGGTCCGGTAATCGATGTAAGTGTAAGATGCATGCAGAAATGATACTGTCGGAGATAGTAATATGCTTAAAACATCTTTCTCTTTGAAGTGGCGAGGGGTTTTCTGATAAGGAACGATGGTTCAATAAGTTAACCTTTGATAGTATACTAACCTTTATGCAGCGAGAGAAAAGGGACGTGGACTGTGGCTAAGGGTCAGGACACTAGCCCAAAAGCACAATCGCTAGTCCTCACCAAATTAAATAAAGGCAATTTCATCTCTTTGGCACTGTTTAGGCATTTAAAATGCTTCCCCCTAAATTCTTTTACTCAATGTTCCCTATTATTAGGTAGGTCTCTCTACTCACCTTTGACTTGAAGGCGGTGCGCCGTCTAACGTTTGGTATCGTCGATATCGTATAATCCGTGCAAAGTTTATAAAAAACCGTACGTGGTTCGAAGGCCGCCCGCAAAAGATCCTTTTTGTCTACAATGTTGATAGCGCCCGAGTTACCCAATTGATGGTTCTGAACCTGTATATGAGTGTACTCGGTTTTCCCTTTGGACATTTATGGAAATTCTCGGTACGCCTATTCAGTGTCTAACCGTAACCGTAAAGCACCTAGCTCAGCCAACTTCGAACGGAGAAAAGTAGCATGCATGCTAGGAAAGCTACGCGCAATAATCGTAGCGAGCGTAGGACAATATGATGAGGCTAACGAATCCCTTACAACATGCAATACCGGTCAACGTTCCAGACTTACTAGTTTCTTTGAAGCTATTAAGGTGCCTCTGCTGGCTGGAGTGATTTACATTGTGTAACTATGGTTAAAATTGGCGAGTGTAAGGACAGAATAAGAAAGATCAGTTGGGAAATAAGTTTCCTTCTCTGCGGCCCAGGAAGAGAGAGATTGTGCAGAGAGGACTTGATAGAGCGAGCACTAGTGTTTTATCTCTAGAAAGCTAATAGTGGTAAAGGCTGCGCGCCTTTCTTTTCTTCTTTTTTAGAACAAGCTCAATAAGAGATAGATAATTGAATTAACTGACTGAGCTGGGGAAGATGGGATTGGAAGGGGTCAAGTCTGCTAAAAGGTAAAGCAGTCTGAGGTTAGTTAAGTAGTCCTGTTTCATCGAGAGGATGACCAGCCGTAGCTTTGACTCTTAGCCTAGGCCCCAACTTACTTTCATTAGAGAGCAAGCGATAGCGCTCAGATTGAGCTAAACCATGGTACTAGTCGAGCTCACACTCCGATTTCATAGTAAAGTTCTATACCTACAATATCTGCTAACAAGATCTTTCATAAAAGAAATTAATCCCGAAGGCTGTCATTTTACAGATAGTTAAGAAATAACATATCTCGATTGTCTAAGTACCTGGTAATTCTCTAGCTGTGGTGGTATAATAAAAGGAGTGTTTACTTCCTTTTTTCATCATTGATATAAAAACAGATGAGTAAATACAGATGTCAAATAGGTAAAAAAGGACATCGAAAACCGAGATATGGATTTATTGACGTAAGTAGTTCAGGGCTCTTCCTCATACTTCTGATAAGAGTAGGCTTGCTGACAGAAACACTGCTTTAGCTGCAAATAGAATCAAAGCGGGTGCCTCTTGTAATAAAATAATAGGGATGGCCAAGCCTTCTTTAACACAAATAGTAAGATATGGGATAGAAAGGAGAAGTTCTATAACTTTATAAAGAACTCAGAGTAGAAAAGTATGCTGACACCCCTCGCTGCGCGCCTTGCGCTTACCGGTGAGAAGGAATTGCAGCAGCGCGTTTACAACCTGTTGTTCTTTGAATTATGTAACCTTAATAAGACTGTGGAATGGATATTTTTTGATTGTAATGTTCTGTATTTACTTACAGCACTTACCTCGTCCGGTAATGCATCTCCCCAAAGCAGCATATTCCCGTGTTCTCTGGTCAAAGCAAAGTCATTTTGCCGGAAAGCAACAGTTTGGGTTTTGTTGTTGGATTTGACCCATTGGTCAAGGGATTGACGGGCCTGTGGTTATATCATACGCCTTCCAGGGGACTCGTACCTCCTTATTTCAGGCCGATATAACGGTTGGCTGTCCAAGTCCTCAGTTAGTACAGGATTGGGAGGATAAAAGAAGAGGCTGCGTGACTGATTTGTCTGCTTGGTATGGTTCTCCCTGAAGAAAGGGTACCTCTGTGATAAAGTTTGGGAGCCTACCTCGGTGGTAGGAGTGCGGTACAACCAATTGGTATCCTTGAGAGCAGCATGTTGCTTGCAGATACGATCAATGATCGATAGCTCTTGTGTGTTTGGATCGGGCATGTTATCGAGATCGATAATGGGCACATCATGGAGTGCATTCGTGCGTGTAAGTTTCGATTGATCCCAGATTTTGGCTTTAGATGGTATTTGTGTTGAAAGTTCAAGACGAAATAAGAAAAATTAAAATATATACATATCGTTGACTTTTATTTAAGCACTTTCACCACCGTGTGAAAGAGGGGTACCTGCCTATGATTGGTAGCCTAGTAAGTCTGGAATTCCAATGGTAAAGTTGCGAACGAACCCGCTAGCGTTCCGGATGCATAAGACTCCTTTCAGCTATGCCAATAGATAGAAATAAGAAGGGGCAGAAAAAACCTTCCTCCAACTACCTCTCCATAATACCGGAAATGAATTTATTTAACCGGTCAGCTCCATCTTAGGAGGGCTGCAGAAGCGGGTTGGGTAGTATCAAATTTGAATTGAATCTATCTAATCTACGAAAACATATGAGTACCTGGGCTTTGCGGTCCCTAGTGCACCGTTACAGTATACCCCTCTACAGTAGGAAAAATAGGTAGGTGCGCAAGAACAAAGCAAAAAGGTTCCATGCGCATAAAGTAAATGACATGCACTGTCACATAAGTGACAGAAGTTCAATCAGTGATCGGCAATGTTCGAGCGAGGAGTAAAAAGAAGAAGCAAAGTCTACAGCAATAAAGTAGGCCGGAGAATAAAGTAGGAAAATTTAATTTAAGGACAATTGTACTTAAACTAGAAAGAGGGAATCTCGTCAAAGCCTTGCTTCGGGATACGATTTCAGGCAAGAGTAGATACGAGATACCGATTGAATTTACTCTTTAGTTGACCCTGACTGAGGTTTTTCCTATTTGCGGTCCTTAACTTAAAAGTAGAGCTACTTTCCTAACCGCCACTTAGCAGTATCGCTCCTTTGCGTATAAAGCGCCGGACCAAAGCAGGTTTGTCAGCATTTTCGTATGTAGCGTCAAGGATAATAGCTCACTAGGAAGAGTATGTGTTCAGTTCACCGATGACAGTGAAGGAAAGGAGTTCCGAGCCAGAAAGCTAGTGACTTAACGAATGGAATTGCACTGAATCTATACTGAACTTCGGCATACCAATGAATTCTCCTTGGGCAAGTGAATACCTAGGTAGGAGCGGTCAAGTACATAATTTACATATTACGAGAGAGGTACCTTAGCCTTAGCTATTCTACGTCTTGCTTGCTTTCAGCATAATATATAAAGTAGACGACTAAACTGACCTATGTTATTCTAACTAAAGAAGAGTGTAGATCCGGTTGATATTAATCATTGGAAATTATCGTAGGTATATAAATGAGATATAGTTGATGGCCGCCCCTCTTGCGAAAAAACAGTATCGAAAAATGCTAACTTTCATCGGTTTTATACTCTACTGGGCCAGCCATTGCTACTACCAACAGACGCTTCCGTACATACTTTTGAGGTTAAAAGCAAGGAAACACAGTAGGAAGGGCCCATGAATTCAATTGAAAGGCTTTCAAGACGGACGGTTCACGCGGAGTCTTTTTGAAGATATATATACTCGCTGGCCTTGGCAGCACCAGAAGAAAGATGAAAGTGACGAACCAGCATTGAATACGAGTTTGTAGACTGACCAATATTATATCATACATAATGCCTTTTGATCGATGCCGAATGACCCAAGGAAAGTGCCGCCAGATCGTCTACCGAAAAAGAGATGAACCACCGGATCGAGCTGCTACCATTCGACAGGGATTTCCGTAATTAACTTACGAAAGAAGAAAGAGTTATGCACTTACGTTCTCCTCGGATTCACTTAGTTTAGTAGTGCGGATCTATAATTCTGTACGAAAGGTTTAGTGTGTTGGGGATCAGTGTGGAAAGAGTGTGATCTTTCCATCTGCGTAAATCCGAATCCTGATTGTTTCGCGTTCACCTGCTGATTCAGGTACTTCGCTGAATCCCGTCTCGAAATAAGCCCCTGACCCGCCCGGGCTTCCTAACTAGAAAAGGAAGATAAATTGTGTTCTTACTCTAAAGTAAAGGCAGAAGAAGAAGAAGGATTCGTAGCTTCGTAATGGGAGATTCACTACGATCTCTTGTTTTCAGTCTAAAGATCTGTAGCAATCAAAAAAGTACTATGATTTTTATCAGTGATGATATATAAAGATTCAAATCAATCAGAATAGAGGCCTGAGCCCCTCATCAAGCACAGTCCCAGACTCAGCCCTTTCTTTCTACTATTTGAGAGGATTTTGCCGAACAGAGTACGAAAGAGGGTAAGAAATAGCTCATAAAGTATAAATACCCGGCGATGGGTAAGTAGAGTATAGCACAGATAGCGTTGATAGAAAGACTTTTTAGGGAAAGAGAAGCGTTCCAAAGTGCGAATATAAATAAAAGCGCAAAGGAACTACTTGAACTGATTAAAGTGCTTCTTCGCCCAATATTCTTTCTATCCAACTATGAAACTGGAACTTTTTTAATATTCATTGGAAGTAACAATTATCTTTTCTATTTTCCTATACAGAAGAATTTTATGGAATACTCAAAACTGGAACAATTGGTATACCGAATCTATTTTTTTACTGAATTAATTCTTCCATATCACGTCAGTGCTGCATCTTTTTTGGCAAAGGAGACGCATTTAATTTTTCGCAATTCCCACGGTGCCTGAGCAGTTGCGCAGTTGCCATGGAAAATGTTGTGGAAAGTGGTGGATGCAGCAATAAAAGAATAAATAGGTGTTGGTAATGAGAAATAAAACCTAATAACACTGAACTCCGGGTGCGAAGTATATTCACTCAGCGGATCAAGGTGCATTGTTCTGGAATTACTCAAGGGAGAAGTTAGTACGTATGTTCGAACTTATGTAAAAAAAAAAGTACGAAATAAAAGCTTTTAGATATTCCAAATACGGGAAAAGTTACAAAAGGTAAAAAGAGCGATAAGAGGAAAGATAGTCAGAATAATGGTGAAAGTATGGGCGATGGCGAAGAGGAAAAGCAGCATAAGATGGGGACAGCTGCAATATATATGGGTTTGATCCCTTTGACACATAGGGAAAGCCAAACTGCAATTTTTATGTTTGATGACCTATTCCAGGGTATCCTACAAATACCCGCCTGTAAGATACATATTTTTCTTGCCTTTCATTATTTAGAAGAGTTGTTTTTTAACATTCTAATAGCGTAATTCTAATTGGTAATGGAAATCCGATTATCATATATAGTGAATGAGGTTCCGCGAGCAGGAACCCAACTCTTCGAGCCTTTGTTTTCTTGTAGGTAAGACCTAGTTTTCGCATTCTTTTGAATTATTAGTTTCATTGGTAGAACCCACGCCAATATAAATCATCCAACATAAAAAAATAAGAGAAACTCTATGAAAGCTATTATTTCATAGAGAGCATTCGTATAATATACGAACTTCATGTTCTACAAGTGCCGAGCGGAGCTTGCGCGATGCATGGAACTCCAGTGCGAATTCGGTTCCCAAGTGGGCAACAATGAAATATATAAGGTTACAGATTTTCCGTTTTTAGGGCATTCGAGGTAGTGTTTAATCATTCAACAAAGGGGGTGTCTTGTATTTGTAGACTGTTCGAGACCATGGGAATAATTTGCTCTCATTGCATTATGGTGCTCAAGCAAGTGAATATAACCACGCTAGACAGCAAATACCTTCTGGTGGAAAAATAGTGTAAAGATAGAAAATTCGGTGATGCCGAACTTATTGCATCCAGAATCCAGGGAGGACAGCAGGTTGTATTGGACAAAGAAAAGTTCCACATTTGACTATATGAAGCAATTATGTTAAAAAAAAAAATAGTTGAGTTAGTTAATCTAAATCTTTCGGTAAGTTTACCAACAAAATTTCACTTAACTTTTTGTTCGCTGTATGTATTTTTCGGTATAATATTTTATATATAATAGCCAATCCGGCGGAGGACATTCTGGAAATCGGTTCCATTGATGAAGAGGCGGGAAATGAAGTACTTGGCGGTCTGATTGCTTTGCGAGATAAATTATGCGGCAAGAATTTCTACTGCATTAAACTGAAAAAGTACCTGTCTTTAATGTCACTACTGTAGCGATACTTATCCCTTTTTTTTATGTATTGATATGCAGGTAGAACTGCGTAGAGTAAAGCTGAAACGACGGAGACTGCAAGCAATGCCGGAAAGAGATGTAGTCGTGGTGGAAGAGGCAGGGGCATCGTCAGAGGAAAAGGAAGAGGAACACCGGTTATAGTTTCTAATTTTTCGGGTTTTTTTAATACGAAAAAACACGTTTAATCTTTGGTTTAAGTACTTACTTGTGTAAGATATATACTCTTAGTTTGTGCGGCGTACATGTTTCAACGACTTTTTTCATTTGGTGGTTTTTTTTTTATGTAGATGAAAATGTTCCTGTCATGAGTAAATGTAACCAGCACTCTCAAACAGGGCATCCAGCCAATGAGAGGAGTGTAGCCTACACTGGACTTACTACTAAAAAAAATCTATATGAAACTTTTTTTTCACCTACAGTGGGGCTGCGGGCGCCGTCTCCGTCTAAGTGCAGGGGAAGACCTCGGGAATATCGGAATCAGAATGGATTGGATTCCGCTGTGCAAAGAATGAAACGTTACCGGCAGCAACAATAAATAGCTCGTGTGTTCTGTTGTTAACTAATCTAATCTATTTAATTGCGGTCATTAATTTTAATTGATGGGGCATAAACATACATCTTATCACGTATGTTTCTATCCAAGAATAAAGCATTTGAACCTTGTATTCCAAATACTGTGTACTCAGTAGCTATGTTTCGGTTTTAGATGGATTTCCAGTGTTGCATTGTTCACTTTGCTTACTAAATATGCAGGCTATTAATATAATTAGGTGGTATATCTTTTCGGAGGCATTGTTTCTGTTGGGTACCATTTGGAGTTTCCCGCCGTATAATTGGTATATAGTATATCAGTAAGTAGTATCATTTGTGAAAAAATTTGCAGACAAGAACCTAATTAAATTACTAAAAATTTGAATTAGTCGAAAATAGCAAGAATACACATTTTCATGTCAAAATGGCTCAAGTGACAGGTGCAGGTCGACACTTATTTCAAGGAGCTATTAATAATTGCTAGTTGTCTAATTTGTATGAATTTAAATTGGGGGAGCTAATAAACAAGAAATGATATATCGACTCTCATAAACAACACATTTCCTAGAAGACACCAGCTGCTACAAGTAGTTCTAACTACAATACCCTATGTGAGGCTATATACCAACATAATTTAGATAACATGTCAAAAAATCTGAAGAAACTTTTAGTTCACTCAACAATCTTCTTGTTGTTGTCCAAATCAACAAACATCCAGTATGCCAATATCGCACGATCTTTCTTTATATCATCCCGCCCGAACATAACATATCACCACAAAAGTTAGCAAAAAAAGGATAAATATTAATACCCCCATCTTCTTGTCTGATTTTTTATGCTTCCTGTCAGACTTTAACTGGTATAGCCCTTGTACCAGATTATGCTCGGTGTTAATGTCTTGCCTAACTTATGTTTCAAGGAAAAAAACATTTGGAATATCTTTGAGTTCAGGCTTCTTAGTGATTGCGGATCTATATTACCTGGGGCAACCTTGTCAATTGTTCCTCTTTGGGATGTATTGTGAAATTCCAATCTTATGATGCGGAATCAGGAAAAAATTATTATTTATATTATCATTTGCCTTTTCCCGGAACCCGGTTTGGTTCTTGTTGGATATGAAAAATTTTCAAGGATCTTGCTTTTTATGTAAATTGCTAACGATTTTTTTAGAAGAGGCTAAAATTTCTTATCTAACTAACTCAGAATTTACAGTGTTGGATCTTAATTAGTATAAATAAGGTGGAAAAAACTATGAATGGCTTTATAAAAGGCGTCAGTTAATACTAACTATTAGTTACTAATTGTTAGGTGTATTCTCCAATACGTTCAATTTGGTATTTACAACAAGTACCGCAAATATAAACAAGAAAATTTACAACTATTAATAGCTTCCTAACCTATGCGGTGCCATTTAAGCGGCCATTTAGAAATCAATAGTTAATCTAGCTATTGATTGCTATCATAATTATTATCAAGAAGATGACCAGCAGGTATAATTAGCTTAGCATAATATGCTGCACCATGTGCATATAGTCATTGAAAAATAAATTGAAACTCAAGCTATTAAGAGTTCTCATATGAAATTTCAATAACTTGACTAGCAGATATAAATAGCTTTACTAAAGTGCTGGTTTATGAGTAACTTCTTTTTTTATTACATATAAAAAAAAGTAGGATTCCTATAAATAGCTGCGGAGCCATGTTATTTGCGCTGGTCCTATCGCTAGATGAATATGTGAGTCGCTAGAATGATGGCGCTGACTAAGCGCGGGCAACCTTTGTTTGGGGCCCGCCATTTGTTAAACCCCCGGTTTCCCGAGTTTTTCTCCACCATAGCTGCGTACGACTTAGAGGAAGGATCTGGTGGACTGTAATTTTATCAATTTCAGAAAATAACGAGAGTCCTTTTTATGAGTTTTAGTAATCATCTCCAGTGCGTCTGTACTTTTCCTCCCCAGTTTGACTCTAACGGTCGGGCACCAAATTCTCCTTTTGATCTGACCGTTGCCTTCAGCCTTCGTGCACTTGACACTCGCTCCCTCTTTTGCGATTCCTCGTTCTCAAGGAATAATGCAGGGAATTGTGCCTTCATTTATTTGGTCATAGTCCTCCCATGTGGCGTCTTATTCAGTAAAATTAGACCACTTAACGAGTATTTTTTCCACGCACCCCCTCGGTTCTTCGCTTGACTAAACGGCGATCCAGGATTTGTACCGGAAAAACCCGTAAGCTGCCGTCTGGACCCACCAATGGTAGAGATGGAGCTACACCTGCCCCACGACCAAGTATCTCTTTTCGTTGCGACACGGACGGGATGGGTTTAAGAACCTTCAGGTAGTCTGAGTCGGTACGCCACATTTTCTATCTTATCTATTACCTCAAATGGACCATAGAATTTTGGACTGAGCTTTGGATTAGTACGAGATTGGCTACTGAAATCAGTCTATATGGTTGTAGCCTCAGAAACACCCAATCCCCCTTCTGGAAATTTCTTTTGGGAAGCCTTAGTCGTCTAGAGTGACGGCAACAACTTTTTTTTCATATATGAAATCATATATGATATTATGTTGTTTTTCTATCGAGAAAGGAAGCAACCCAAGCCAAGCCGCCCTAATTTTTCGAAGAAATAGTTACGACCCAGAATGGAATCCAGTTTTTTCTTTTTCGAAGGATAATAAATAAGTTATGGTTTTGGGGCTTGAAGTGTTTATAAAAGAAAAGCAATTGGTAGGCCGGGATGAGTAGATAGGCAAGGTGGTGTTTTATTTGAATGAAGTGAAGGGAAGCAAGTTTTGCGTTGGAAAGCGGAGCTTCCCTTACTGCTTTAGGATTCGCTTCTCACTCATTGAATTCCCTGTTCTTCTGCTCTACACTCCGAACACCCCGGGGAGAGATTGCCTATTTCCAAAATGGCCCAACACTCATTTCATAGAATTGATGAAAGGAGGAGCGCTTTTTCATGGCTTCCTTATATATTTTGAGGACTCACTCTGTTAATATCCTTTGAAACTCCGCGACGAGTGAGTATTGATTACCTCTGTGCATATTCGAAACATGTTAGTGAATTTAAAAAAATGTAACATTTGATCGCTTTGTTTAAATAGGTAGGTTCATTACCTCTAGCGAGTGTTTCCGATTTCTGTTCTATAATTTCTTTTTCCGGGCGAAATAGTTGAGTAACAAGGGGTGAGAGATGCATCATTCCAGCATGAGTACCCTTGGGAGGGAAAAAATGCAAAAAGAGGAATGTTGAAAGGGGCGGCGATCTGCAATTTGCTTGCGTAGGATCAAAACACTAGTAGACGGTTGTTTCGCTTTACTCTATTCTTAGAAAGACTGCTCCACTTCGTTTGGAGCTTTCATCTTTTGTGAGTGAAAATACCCTCTTTTTTCGGGCTAAGCAACTATAAAAGAAAAGGTTTACCAATAAGTAAGGAGCAGCAATGTCTTTGGCCAACTACCCTATTCTCGCCCTGAAACTTCAGGCCTAACCTTTTTTCCATCCGCTCTTACCTTTGGAGCACAGACGCACTCACCATCTTTTTGGTTTAGACAATTTGACACGGTTATCACAGCTCCTTACAAATAACCTTCTTGGCGAGCGAGTGTTTGAACAAGCAAGCAAGCCGGACGAGTATTAGATCTTGCTCTGCAATGAATGGTTGAACAAGAAAGAAGGAGGCTTTGGAAGAAAGTAAGCACCTACATAAAGAACATCAATGTTGTAATCGAATCATTCCTCTGATGAAAGGGGGCAAGCAATAGTTTCATAAAAAATCCCAACATTTGCTCTCAATTCAGTGCTATTCCAATTTGCTAGTAAATTCCCTTCATCACTGGAAATTCATCCCGAAAAAAAGTAAGTAAGAAGAAAGAGTTAATTCAGTAATGCGCCGGCAGTAAAAAAAAAGGACGGTGATATTTCTTTTCAAAATGCTCGAGCAAGGGAATTTGCTCCACCGTTGATAGAGTAGGAAATTCAATGCCTAGAGTAAGTAGGCAATTCTAGTCGATTCACTAACAAATGCTCCATCCAGCTTTGAGTGCATTCGTCGATCTCTTCGAATCGAAATTCCAAAGTCAATGGTCAATAGTCACCTTCCTTCTGGCTAGCCGCCCAAGATCCTTGCATACATAACCCGACGATCTTACTTTATTAAGAGAGAGCCCAAGCAAGAAAGAGGGCGTTGGCGAAGTAGTTGTCTTAAAAAATGTAATTGATCAAGAACTTCTGTTCTCAGTTCTGGCCATGGAGATGGGGCATTCCTAAACGCTACGCCCCCCTTGCTGTAATGGAATCGTTCCCCTGCCAAGGTTCCTCGGCCCGATCCGATAACCACTTTTGTGTAAATGTGAGATCAAAGTAATGATTGAAGGAACAACGCTCAGCTTCCAATAAAGTAGCTAGTTCCATTTCTATCCGGCACCGGTTGCTAGGGCATGATCAACCCATTTTTAGTGATGTTGATTTCGAGTACGAGTATCGGATTTCCCCAAACATTTACCTGTTCCTTTATTCCTACAACAGCTATAGGTTAATAAGCCAAATCTTCTTCCCTACCTGTTCATGCTTATCTCATCGGTTCGCGAGCTGCCCGAGCCTATCAAACTTTTCCTTTTACTGCCTATTTCGTCGGTTCTTGTACAGATGCCTCTTCATGAGCCTACCCTCTCTGACCCTTTGACTTCATTGGCTATTCAGTCCCAAGAACTAGTATTTATACATTCAAAGAGATTGTGTTTCTAGCTAGAACTAGTAATCACGAGCTCAACCTGGTAATGCCAACTATCCCAACCAACTCTGGCTTAATAAAAGAAGGGGTATCCATGAGATGAGTGCCCGTAAGTCCTTTAGTTGAGTTACGGATGTGCTCGCATCACTTTAGGGGCGGGCTCGACTAGGAAGGTTTGTAGGTAGGTTTCGAGAATAATATATCGACTTAGAGCGGTAAGCTTATTCTCAGGTTTCCAATCATACCAAATTACCCCAAGCCAAAGACTCGCACCCCTTACTGTGTTTTGCCCTTTAGCTCATTCAAGAGATTTGAGTTACGAAATGGCATATCCAGGGCGCAGCGCAGAGGATGTTCTGGTATTGTCAAAATCAGATAGGAAGGAGGCGGATAAGTTCAAATTGACATTGAAGAAGAACTTGATAGGCGCCAAAGAGGCTCTTTCTCTAGTAGTGGACTAATCTTGATATTCCTAAAGAAGTAAGCGAAAGAAAAAGAACGAACCTGCCAGCTACACCGGCTAGCTAAAGGGACATGGACTCTTCTTAAGGCTCAGGTTGCATAACGGAATCTTAATCAGTTAGGTATAGGGCGGTTCTAACTAAACAAGGAAGGGACCAAGTAAGCAACTGAGGTTCGAATACTTACCTGACACAGATCCGGGGCGGGGGCCCATCCCGTGAGACACCGAGTGACGAGGATGATGAAGTTGAGATTGATGCTGACACTGTGGAGAAAGAAAGGCCCGTATGTAAGCGCTTAGCTTCAAATCCCTTCATTAGACAGACGCATTGAGTGAGTGAGCCTAAATCTAAAAAAAGGAGATCTCACGACTTAGCGAGTGGAGAGTAAGCACTCGGATTATGCTGGTGCCTTGGGAATGCTGACTTGAGTATGTTAGGATTGGAAGAAAATGAAACTAGGACCTACTTTCTCTTCCTTAAGCATTGTAACGCCATGAAGTAAGTCGATACTCATACTAGAGTCATGGAGTGCCCCATCCACAGTCTTTCAAATAAGGCGCTTTCAGACTTCAAGAAAGCACTGTAGGGAAGGGAAGTCAGAGGGGAGTGCTAAAGCCTAAGCAATTACTTCCTTTTTTGGAGCACACGGCCCGCTCTTCGGTGAAGAATCATTGTCACAAGGCGTCAGAAAGCCAAGGAAGGCTACCGAGTTGATGTGGGCTCTATTAGGTTTTGATTCAAGGGAGTTTAGTCTAAGGCTTACTGTTGGGAATCATATCAGATGGAGCAAAGGCATACCTGACTTACTTAGGAAGCAGCTTTGTCTTAGCCTTTCGAGCCAACAAGTCGTTCGCTTAGAAAGCGCTAGCGGTCTTACTACAAGTCGTTCGCTTAGAAAGCGCTAGCGGTCTTACTTAGTTGAGGGAAGATGCCTTTTCTTTAACCTAAAGCTAAATCCGCCCGCTGGTAGTCGTTCCTTAGCTAGGCTAGAAGGGGATAACTCCTGAAGTAGTCGGTCGGCCTTAGCGCAGTCACTTTCGGAAAGCCCTGAATCATCCATTGTTGAGTTTTGCGTAAATAGTGTCTTTTTTTGAGTGTGTCTTGTTCCCATGAAGGGAGTCGCTCTCTGACTTTTTTCCTTGGTTTTTGGGAACATCAAGAGCTTCCTACACGTGGGGATAAATGCTCTCAGTAAGGCTCACTTCTGCGCATAACCATGCACATAAAGTGGCTTGCACAAGCCGGCGATGAGAGTTGCTTATCTCATTTTCCGGTGACAACATTTCTACAAATTCTAGGAGTAAAATCCTCTTTGAAATCTGGTAATTTGACCTTGAAATCGGTCTAGAGGAGTCTTAGTTGCATAATTTAGGCTTCAAAATGGAATTTATTGGAATTGGGTCTTCATAAGTAAGATGACTGAAAGTCGAGAGCTACTATTGAATCAAAAGAAGTTCTTCCCTTCAATGCTTCTTTACTAGATCTTGCCTTCGAAGAGTTATGAGAAGTAAAGTACCAGTGCGTGGGATTCGACTTTCCTTCTGAAAGCCCCAGATGAGCTGGGGAGCTAATAGCACCTAAATTGCCTGAGGGAGCCCTTCCCCTATCAAGCGTAGAAGGATACTCCTTAATAGCTCCGCGCTATCTTGAACGGCAAGTCAACAAGTTAGCGATAAGCCTTTGTAAGTCAGAAGGCGAACTAGTCTATATACGATGTTTCGGGGCTAGGATCCACAATAAATAAATAGGCCCTTGACGAGGTACTTGAGTACAGAAAACTAGCCAAGCTGGCAAGTCGAACTGATGCACGAATAGGCCAAAGAAAAACCTTGAATTGTTTAGGAAAAAGTTAAGTCCTTTGCTCGGTCCCTCAAAATAATATGAATCTCACACTTCAAAAGATTCGTGAGCAAGCAAGAGCTGTGCCTGCCGGCTTATCCCTTCATGAGATTCCCAACCCAAATCCTACTACCTCTTTGCTAAGCACAGGGATGCCAGATGGAGAAAAGTGAAAATGAAGTACGGAATATGAAGGGGCTGGAGGTAGGGCTAATGACCAATTGAAGAGTTATAAACTTCAGTCTAAAGCCCGCATGCTCTTGCCAGTGTCATAGATTGTATAGACTCTCTCCTGTCTTTTAAGGAAAAAAGCCTAGTGAAAGCCCTTCTAGTGTCGAATCGGCTGAGCGGGAATTCCTTCTTTGATAGTATCGGTTATAGAATAGCCTTAGTTTTGCGTAGTTACATGAATTTCTCCAAGAGATAGTGTAGTTGCCTTCTCCGCTAGTAGTAAATGCCAGTTACCCGCAAGAGAATCATCCTGTTTCATTCCTTCGGTACTCTACTGTAGTGAGTTCCTTCGATACTCTACTGTTAGAGTACTAATCTTATCCTATATAGCTAGCAGCTGTACTTAATTTCTATTGGTCTTTTATCGGAACTCGAGCGATGTTTTTTTCTTTCCCGAAACATGGGCAAGCGTAACTCTCACCTCGAATGGTGAAAACGATCCGTAATGCATTTTCTACTTATTGCTATAGAAAATTCGTTTAGCAGAGCGGAAACATAGAACATTGAAGGAGCGAGTTCGGTGTATGCTCTTGAACTCTGGACGGCATAAGGAGTTTTGCCTCGACCGCATGTAATCAACCGGTCACCTTCCACAACAATTTCATACACGATTCCATAGGAAGGAGGTCCGGTTCCCCTGCAAAGGAAGATCACCTAATAAGAAAGAAAGAGGCGTGGGGTGTTGTCCAGCCGTGACAAAACAAGGGAAAAATAGAATCATTCGAGCAAGGAAATGGTAATGGATTATTTGGTTACCTACTCACGTGTCCCGATACTAAAAAGCTTTGAGTCGAGATGGCCCACCTTGTATTTACTCCAGAAACTATATTTTTAAGAAGTGGACGGGGAACCGAACCCAGGCTGTGCTGACGCCTCTTTGATCCTTATATTGGCTTTCTTTAGGCTGGCTCTAAAGCGTTAGTGGTGCAAAAGAAACCATTGAATTTACTAGGCTAGGCTGACTGTAGTTGAACCTTTAAAGCTTGCTCGAGACTACGAGACTCAAGTCAGGGTGGAGCGCACTTTGCCATTTGAATTGGTGCTGAGCTGAGCAGTACTGCCTTCACCTCTCTCCAATCCAGGCAGCTGATATTACTTTTTATGCCTTACCTAATTGATTCCCCCTTAGAAGTCAGTAAGTCCTCTCTCTGCAGCTAAGTGTTCCTCACCCAGTGAGTAAGGTAGTGAGTCTCTCGTAGCCACACATGCCGTAGTGTATCGTTAGGCAACAGCGATTCTATTGCAACACTGATTCAAAAAGCACTCTTTTCGCTCGCTACACTGTTAAGTCGAGCCAAGTAGCAGAGTCGTAAGGATACTTAGGTCGGGCGGGCAGTAATGCTTCTTCATTCCATAAGTTATTAAAGAACAGTACACAACAGATATAATTCATAGCCGGAGGGAGCCTTTCCTTACTTTTATTCTTAGAATAAAATCCCGTCTTCCTTCAGTAAGCTCTTTGCGTGCCATATTTGGGGGGAAAGCTAAGCTCTAGCGAGAGTAAACACGAGACCCCACTTAGGAATAGCTAATGTTTTTGTGCAGCCGCCTTCAAACATTTACATCTGCTAGCGAGGAGCGGAGCTAAGGATCTAACTAAAGAAAGGGCTGGCTAAAAGAATAAAAGAAAGGAGTATGGATTGCAGTGCAGTTGAGCCTATTTAATATTGACTGGGGGAAGTCAATGAGTTAAGCACCAGTCAATTTATCTTCTCACTTCAGTTCCTACGAACAAAGAAATGAAATGAGTGAACGGATGCAAAGCTTCTGACATTCTTACTTGAGGAGGGTAGGAATACAGGAAAACGAACTCGGTCTAAACCTACCTTCGAGGGGTGGATGTCAACCTTCTATTTGACCATGTATGGTTCGATCTCCTAAATAGGGGATAGATTTCTTTAACGAATTGGCGGAATGCATCCGGCTCTACCATTCCCGTCTACGTATTGAGTTGACTTTCTTTACACATTTCTTGTATTATACTGAGTATTGATGAGCTCTAGGTAGAAAGAAACAACAACTAAAATAAGCATGAAAGAAAGTTCGTTCTTCAGAACCAGGGCAGGCAAGGAAATATGCAGCAAACTACTCCCTGTCTTTCTTTATAGTTTATTCATCTCCAATTACTGTTATAGACAAATGCAAGCAAGTTATTAAAATCATAGAATGGAGGGTACTCTGAGTAATCCACTATACTTTTGAAAAGAGCAGATATTTGTCCAACATATAGTGCCATTGGAGTTTATAAATATTCTTCAAACAAGAAGGACCTCGCCCGCGTACAAGCGCACCTGAGACTATATGGGCCTGGAGTTTATTCATAAACAAACAAAAATATAAAAGCACGAAATTAATAGTTTAGTAAGAATTGTTTTTGATTTTAAAAAGTACCCACAACATTTGGATACTTTACCCTTGTTTAGTTCAAATCTGTATCGTGCGTTGATGATACCAATTAGCTCTTCTAACTAGCAGTAACCAGCCTGATTGGATCACTACACTAAGGAAGGAAGGAAGGGGCAAAATCAAACCGGCAGGAAACAATCAAAGGTTGCCGAGCGAGGGATTCTTTAGAGAGAGTCCACATAGGATTTGGAGAAAAAAGAATAAAGCCAGATGTGTGTGTTTTTTTGAAAGATTCCATATATAAAGCACTTACTTGAGTGGCGCAATGGAAATTACGGATAAATAAAGGGGAACCTTTTTGAAACAAGAACTATTTTATTTAAATTAGTTCTGTCCAATCTGATCCGACATTTAGGATTTCAACCCGGAAGCCCAATTTTGGAGCTGGGACATTAAGTGTATGATATTCGGATTTCACTGTATGATCTTTAATGTATCCATCAACATTTATCACGAAATTGTGAGAATTACAGGAAATAGATGGTGAAGATAAGGAAAAAAGCATTGGAGACAATAATAAGAGTTCTGATGGGAATTATGGTGGGGATAATAAAGAGAAAGCCCCAAGCTCTGGTTGAGATACAAGAATTTTTTATATTTCAATTAAAATTTCAGTATATGCTGACACAATGTGTGTTGATGCGATATTGTGAGTGTATTTCTGCTGTGTATGTACTTTTGGAACCTCGTATTGATTGGTTGATACTTTATATGGTTGATGCTTCGTGGGCATACCCAACGTTATGGTTGCTAGTTGATAATTGATTGCTTCCATATAGTTCTTTGTCATGCTTGCTTGGTCGGTTGATGCTTTATGGTCATTTCATTTAGTCCATTACTTTGATGGCCTGTGTACCATTATTACTACTTTCTATTTGGATGCATGATTATTTGGTCACCGGTTTTCTTGAAACATGTAAGTAAATATTTCTAGGTTCGTCGTCTACTAATTAATAGTTGTGATGCTGATGATGATTTTCAAGACCGTGCCATCGTTCAGCAACGATTTTTAAATGAGCGCTCGCTTGAATTGCACTATGGTTAGTCGCGTAGAAGATATATCAAATAAAAACCAAGGCCATCAACGCAGAGGAACACCTCTGAATGCACTCCATCTGCATCAGTACAAAGGCGGGCCATCGTGCAAGGAAATGCAGTGGATATTCTAGTGAGCCAAAAGGCTCCTACTCGTCACTACAGACGGAGGCAAACCAAAACACGTAGTGATGTTCCAGTGGTTCAGCTTTTCTCATCTAATGATACTCCTTCGCCAGCTAGTTTACTCAGAAATGGTAATCATTGGTTATTGTATGTCACATATAGTTTGATCTGCACAATAGAACACTTCTTGCTTATTTTCATTTTCCTACGTAAATCCTAGGAACCTAATAGCATTACGTCAATCCAGGTTGGGAATTGCAAACTTCCTGCACTTTATTTTAAACGACAACTCTTCTTGCAGCATCCAAAGAACCACCTAGAATTGTGCGTATCAGTTTTAGAGTTGAGTGATTCCTGTAGGAGAGTGCAACGGGTGATGGCTATGGGCCTTCAAGTCAAGTAGCTCAAGTAGGCGTATTTAATAACCGAGATAGGTAAGTATAGGTAGCCAAGGCCCCAGGTGTGTTGAAGGCTTGTTGAAGGAAGTCTGAGACTCCATGCACGAATGCTACATTGGCAGACCCGTTGCTTAAGCGCCGGTTTGACATCCAACTAGGGTCGGAGAGGGTGTTGCGCGCTTTCCGTTTGCCTTCTAAACCAGTTCGTGTTAGGGAATCTCGAAGATCTGAGAACGCTAGTGATAGGTTGAAGGATAATACAAAGTGCACTTCAGTCAACTTTGACTTTGCTTCATCTACCTCCTTTGGTTCATCTATTACCTTCCCTTTTGTTCATCTATTCCCTTTGGTTCATCTAGAATAAATATGTAGCTTGCGAAAGCTCGGCACAGAGAATCCTTACTTACCCTTAGAGCACTCCTTACTTACCCTTATCTCACTTATCGTAAATAGTGTCTTTTTTTTCTTCTTCATGAAACTCGTAAATAGTGTCTTTTGGTGATCTTTTGTTTGACCATCACCTGTAACAATCATGTCATCCACATAGAGCAACAGTGAAAGCAGACCTCGAGAGGATGACCGAATGAACAGAGCCCTATCATGCTAGCTCTGTAGGAAACCAAAGGCAAGAATAGTAGACCGGCGGAACTTCTCCAACCAGGCTGTGCTTCTTTGCTCGAGCGCCACCATATATTAAATTATCAGCTTCGGCTCTTCCACTTTCCAAAAAGACTCCATAGGCCGGTCACTCACCGGTACTTGGGTAGCCTGCGAAATAATCAGTAGTTTCTGATCCTTATTGCTATATGAATGCATACTTTGTAAACAACTACTGAAGTTCGCTGTTGCTAGCGAGTGAGTAACGTATAATGTGTAGAAAAAAGAAGCCCTTACTGAATAGAATAGGCGTGCTAACGCTTTGCTAGCTTGTTTGTCGGAAAAGTGTCCTACTTGCTATTTTCCCAACAAGCAACGGATTTCACTCACTACTCTTATTGAAGGGATTTCCTACACTACTGGCACTTGGTAGCAAGGGATTTCTCCGTTACTAATAGGAAAGAAAGCAATGTGAGAGGGAAAGGATCGACTGAACGAATACTTTTAGATAGAGGAATTACCGACCGAAGAGAGGGAATTACTCTATTAAAGGAACTCCTATAAAACAAACACTCGAAGAGATAAAACTTTATAAGAGGCATACACTCCCATATTGTCTCGCTCCTGCCTCTATCTCGAGGTATGTTCTCTTCCACTTACTTGGATCGCTCCTTCTTTGATGCACCGAAAATCCCGGTGTCAGAGCAGCTAGTCGTACTCGTAGGTCTCCAGACTTAATATACCTTCACCTCTCACTTGACTTTACTCGGCCTGAAATGCAGGTTTCACATGCGGACATATGAGGACATAGGATACAATGAAGAAGCGGGGCTCTCATCTGCATAAGTTCTCCCGTAGTTTTGACATCCTTGATCTTCATTCGTTCTTTTGGTCGTGTCTTTGCGCAAGAAAGGGCAGCTTTGAGAATAAAATTGATGAGGCAAAGGAATAATTTATGGACGATGACCTTGCTTGGAAACACCACGCCCCAGTAAGCGAGTGGAATAGAGGCTTTGTACATGGCGAACGGCTAAGCTCAGTTTCAACGATGCAATCAGACCTGTTCGAGTAAGCATGAGAAGCTTATTTCAGGTAAAGCTTCAATTTACTTGCCTTTTCTATAGATGTTCAAAAGCGTCATGCCAGAATAAAATAAGCCGATGCATTCCCCTACTATTAGTAAGGCCTATTCGACTATGAACTTCGAGCAGTACCTCTTTATGGATAAGTACCTATTTATGGCCTTTTAGCCACGGAATCTCTTTTGATTCCCCATCTACAAGGCTATCAAACTTATAAGTGAAAGGGTCTGGAGGTTGGAAAAAGAATGGACACATTTTTCCCTTGCTGCCGGCTTCGTGATTGCACGAAACTCACCGTTCCCCCTTAGCCACAAAAAACTCGAACGATATTTTCATAAATAGAGAAAACAAGCCGAAAAAAAAGCAAAACTCATTGTTAGCATCATCCTAGGAGAGAATACTTGAGCGCAGGCAGCCGTTGCTTGTTGGGATACGGAAAGCTTATTTGTTAAAGGCAGAATTCGGCCAGGTGATACGATAACTCAATACGCTACTTTTAATCTGATAACCCCTAATTAAGCAAGCTCTTGATACGAGAAAGCAAAGGCACTACGGAAAGGGAAAAAATACTGGAATTCTGGTAGCTAGCTTTTAAACTAATACCTGTCTTTCCGATAGCCACTAACAAGAAAAAAAAAAGCTTGTGACCTTTCTGCTATTCTTATAACCCCGATAAAGCTAGCCTACAATTAAAAGTACGTAAACGAGCAAGGAAGTGAGCAACCTCAATTCGTAGTTATAACTTCTTTTTAGTATAAATAAAACTAATAGCTGTCTTGAAATTTCCTTGCTAACTCCAAATCTGCTAAGCCAATTGAAGTCAGTGAGTAACTACTAATGTTACGAACGAAAAGACTCTTCTACCACAAAGTTAATCCTTACTAGATCAACCTTACCAGATCTCCTCCTCACCTCATACCTTCTGAAAGGAGGTATCTGATTTCTCTCACCTACTTCTACCCAGACCCTAGCAAATCTTCCATCAATCCCCATACCAGTAGGAGCATCTGTTCTGATAACCTGGCCGAATCTGAAAATCTTTCTAATTCCTTCTAAGGTTCTCCATCCGAAAGGTATATAAGTTATTCTCACCCAAAGAAATTATGAATCTGTCTTTAACTCCAGTTCTGGTACCACTCTGACAATTTGAAAGGGTCTACTTACCCGATTGCTATCAGTAACCTCAAAGACCCCAATGTTGAACATCTGGTCACGCCATTGGATTGAAGGCCCCACTATCTGATACCTGTGGTTGCCAAGACTGATCACTCGATGCTGCGTTGGATCCGATCGGCCACGTATCTCCATTCTGACATCGAGCAGAGTGATCCTTTGATCGGCTTGAATAACTATGCTCCTGATCAGTTCAGCCTCTAGCACGCAGTTCTCCTCCTCTTCCTCTAGCAAGATCGGCTCTTGCGACGCCATTTGCACAGATCTAGGGTTAGGGTTGTGAGATGGAGAAGAAGGGACAGAAATAAGCGACGAACTGCTTGGAGAGAGAGAAAGACTAGTTTTATTGGGGGGATCGACGGTTTTCGAAGAGGCGGGATTCTCACTGCACTGAAAGGACATGTGTCCCGTTCTGTTGCATCTGAAGCACACCGGTGGCTCTCTACAGGTGACCGCCAGGTGTCCTTTTCCTCCGCATCTAAGACAAAAACCGACCACCTTTTTAATCAGATCCCCTTTCTTCTGAGCTTTGAGATTCGTGTTGACCTTGTTAAAGTGTTTCGGCAGCGCAGGAGACCGCTGCTCCTTTAGATGGCCAACCGAACCGTCCTCTGTCCTCATCACCTCAGCGAAAGAGGCTGGAGCGCAGTGATGTGATACAGGGACAGCTCCTAACTTTGTCTGAACTGGAGAAGAAGTTTTCCCTTAAATTAATTCTGGGAACTCCTTTGCCGAGGAGTCAACCAAAGGAGAGGGTTGACTACAGATTTGGTAACGCTTCCACCAGTTCTCCATCGGACTAAGGAGAAACTACCTGTCTCCTTCGCCGTCTAAGATTGCCGGAGTCTCCTTAGTCAGAGGCTTTCCGACAACAGAAACAAAACTCACTAGCTAAATCTGAATCTTGGAGCTCTCTTGATTTCTTCTGACAATAGTTCTTCAATACTCTAGAGTTGTTTCTGTCATCACTTCTTTATTGGAGTAGTTATTCTCATCTCTTATGATCTACCTATATTTCGTAAATTCTCTTTACTAGAAAGGAAGTATGGAAATTCCATTACTACAGCTAGCGAAGGAACAGACGGGCAATCTTATTCTATCGAAGCGCCGGGACTTATCTAAATGGCTCTTTTTCAAAACACGTTGTGACGGGAATAAAATATAAATAAAAAAGCCAAAGGAAAGAAAGCAACAAAAGCTGCAGATTACCAGACGACCATGAAGAAACGGACAATCCCAGAAGTCTAGAGAAAGATATCACAGTGACCACAGCGTTCGGTGGCTTTTTGTGCTGTTCTTGCTTATTCTTATTCGTTAGGCTGGTTTTTCTCTGGTGTTCGAAGCGAAACGGACTCAAAAGGAAGGGGGACTTCGAGATCTACGTTTTGAGGGGCGGTCTTACTCTGGCTATCAGGTCGTCTACTCACTTTCCTTCCAGGCTGACCCTTATTTAACACCTTCCTCCCCATTCCAAATGGACTAACTTGCATTTTATCTTTTCGAGTCAATCTCCTTTATCTTAATAGATCTAAATTCGAAAGTGAGAAAGTTTCCAATTCCCGGGAATTTGGCTGACTTTTCTGGTCTAGCTATTCTGGGATCACAACATCCAGATAATAATCGAAAGAAAGGGTTCGCTCATCCAGAAATAGGAGCTCGGTCTTTTTTCGATTCTTTCATGGAGATATGGCGTACCTTTTTTGATGACAGAGCGATCTACCACTTGCACGGCGGCTTTCCATTGCCAACGAGGACCTTTCTTCATTCTCATTCTGCAGAGTTTGATGAGACGCTTGCTTGGTTGACAGAGGAATGTCTTGTGAACAGTCTTGTTCACAGACAAGAGTCTGTGCTTATACAATAGGCTATGCTTATCTAATAGGGTATATCACCTGTCCTTTCCTGTCCTTGCTTGGCTAGGCCAACTGCCAGCTTCCAGGGGAAAGAGTCTTTCTTGGGTTCAGCTTGCTTGGTTGGCTTGACTATCAATGCCTGCCTTTCCAATCAAATGCCTGCCTTCGTATCCAATTCTATCTCCCGCGCTTGCTCATGCTCTTTATCACTGCAGAGAGGCATAGACTTGAGTCGAACTGCTGCTTAACCAATTCCTTCCTTAATATCAATTTATATCTCGCTGGTAAAGCTCAACTCTACTTTCTGGTTAATATACAAATGGATTTAATTTTCCTGTGTAGCGGGAGGAGTGGAGTTCTTGGCTTGGGATATCGCTCCTAGTGGTTCGCGTCAAAGGCGGTAGGTAAATAGCTGCTTTATTTTGTCCCTAAACTAGTTCGTCTCTTCCTAGCCCTTGTTGCTTGCGAGCCCTACTCGACTTTATTCGACTATGTTAATCTACTACCTTTAATGCCTCTCTCTAAACAACTACTACTTGGATCGAATGTTTCCGTTACAGTGCCAACTAGTACTAAACCTACTCTCCGTGAGCAACGTAGCTTACCTTGGTTGGCCCTATGATCTTCTCCCTTGTTTGGATACCTCAAACCTCTCTATCGCTTCTCTACTCAATTCTTGCCAGAGGACCTCTCGCCGCTATTAAACTGTGGTACCACCCTGCAGCTCTCCCTCGAAAATGCATCACCGCCACTTGTACTTTGTGCCATTCCCCTATTTCTCATAAGATGGAACCCTGCCCTTGTCTCCATTCATTGCAAAAGTGCTCTTCGTTTCTTTCATCCCGACCTTTAGGTCTAAAGCCCGATTCGAAGTCAAAGTAAACAGCTCTTTCCAAAGTCAAAGCACTTCTCAAATACCTTGACCTACCCGCTGCGCGCCTCATTTCACTTGAAAGCAGGAGCACCCAAGAGCCTTGCCCTAAATGCCCTAACACCTAAATGCCCTACCCATGGAGGAAAGCCCTATCATTGGACTGAAGGAATAGGTATAGATGGAATAGGGACAGATGGAAGAATAGCTTATGACCCAGGAAAAGCTACAATCCAATAAAGCTAGAGCTCCATTCAAGTAATAGCTCCTCCCCTTTAAACGAATAGCTCCATTCCTGTTCTCTCATACAATTTTCCAACAAAGGAATTAATACAGTTCTATAGAGGACTCATACTGTTCTCTAGCGCAATAGGAATGCAGATCAATAGATATACAAACAAGTAACTGATGGAATAGACAAGTAACAGATGGACTGAAGGAATGAATATCAGCTAGTAAGTAACAGACTCAAAGCTAGTAAATAACAGATAAGTAACTTCCTCTAAGCTTGTAAGTAACAGGCAAACCCACCTAAGAAGGATTGGCAAACTAACCTATGAAATGGGGAAATAGCCTAAGGTTTGGGGAACTTGACAAAGGAGGATGGGCGGGATTCAATGTTGCATTTGGTGCTTGTGGTGAAATCTCAGATGAGTTTGGGTGGAGAAGGGGAGTAGTAAACACCGGTAAAAACGTCCTACTCATGGATTTCCCTCGTACGACCTTCCACTGTTTTTGACAAAAGGAATAAACCTCGGTAAAAACGTCCTACTTGGAAATTTCCCTAAGAAGACCAGCTTACAACCATGAAAAAGTAGTCCGCCCCTATGTGCAAAAGTACTACTTTTTCCACTTTCATGTGGTGGTTTTATTTAATAAGTCCTCCTTTTAGTCGCGCCAGTGGTATCTTATAATAAGAGAGAGGGCTAGAAGCGGTAGACCTGGAAAGGAACCAAAGCTTCACGAACAACTGCGTTGTCGCTATCTCTGTTGGGGTAGGTTTTCGCTTATTGGCTTCTCTGCCTACCAAAAGATTTCACCCTTTCTAGCAAAGTGCCCTATTAGTCCAGTCCCCCGACTTCCTCTTGAAAAGCTGGAGCAAGAGTCAGCGATGGAAGCCGATTATCCTGACTAGAGGTCAGCCAACGAAAAAGTCCAAAGCCCTTGTGGGACTTCCCGTTGGTCACCTAGTGCCTCGTGTCAGCGCTTCCCGTTGGTCACCTAGTTCTCTGCGCTGACCATTCAAGAACGAATTCTTAGCTAGTTGTGCTTTAATATAGGCCTGCTGAGGCTAAGGGTCCGAAGGAGATGAATAAAATAGTTAGGAACCTTTCTTCTTTTCTGTATGCTGGTCTACGCCTATCCTTTGCCTTTTGAATCTCCTTCTCCGCCTGTTTTCCAACCAAGGCTACCATAGGCGAGCGAAGTGAGGCGACCATAGGGAGGGGAATAGGTCTCGTTATTGATGCGAAATGGATTGAGAAGGACGATTCGAGTGGTATTTTAGAAATGATTTGTGTATATATTTTACAGAAACGTAAAATCAAAGTAGGTGATAAAGTAGCTGGAAGACATGGCAATAAAGGTATCATTTCCAAGATTTTGCCTCGACAAGATATGCCCTATTTGCAAGATGGAACACCTGTTGATATGGTCTTCAATCCTTTAGGAGTACCTTCACGAATGAATGTGGGACAGCTATTTGAATGCTCGCTTGGATTAGCAGGGGATCTGCTAAAGAAACATTATCGAATAGCACCCTTTGATGAAAGATATGAGCAAGAGGCTTCGAGAAAACTAGTCTTTTCTGAATTATATGAAGCCCGTAAACAAACAAAAAATCCATGGGTATTTGAGCCTGAATACCCTGGAAAAAGCAAAATATTTGATGGAAGAACAGGAGATCCTTTTGAACAACCCGTTCTAATAGGAAAGTCCTATATTCTAAAATTAATTCATCAAGTTGATGATAAAATTCATGGGCGTTCTACTGGGCCTTACTCACTTGTTACACAACAACCCGTTAGAGGAAGGGCTAACCGAGGGGGACAACGAGTAGGAGAAATGGAAGTTTGGGCTCTAGAAGGATTTGGTGTTGCTCATATTTTACAAGAAATGCTTACTTATAAATCTGATCATATTAGAACTCGTAAAGAAATAATAAATACTATGCTTACTGGAGGAAGAACTCCTAACCCCGACGATGATGTGCCAGAAACTTTTCGAGTACTTGTTCGGGAACTACGATGTTTGGCTCTAGAACTGAATTATTTCCTTGTATCTGAAAAGAACTTCCAGATTCATAGGAAGGACGTGTGATCTGAATTAAGCATCCTTTCAATCTTTTTTTATGATGGACCAGTATAAACATCAACAACTTCAAATTGGACCAGTTTCTCCTCAACAAATAAAGGCTTGGGCGACCAAAATCCTACCTAATGGGGAAATAGTTGGAGAGGTAACAAAACCTCAAACTTTTAATTATAAAAGCAATAAACCAGAAACAAATGGATTGTTTTGCGAAAAAATCTTTGGACCCATAAAAAGTGGAGTTTGTGCGTGTGGAATTTCTAAAGAGATTGGGGCTGAAAAAGAAAACCCAAGATTTTGTGAAAAATGTGGGGTAGAATTTGTTAATTCTCGGATACGAAGATATCAAATGGGGTACATCAAACTTGCATGCATGTCCAGTGACTCATGTGTGGTATTTAAAACGTCTTCCTAGTTATATTGCGAATCTTTTAGATAAATCCCTTAAAGAATTAAAAAGCCTAGTATATTGCGGTGTGTGATTTGATCAAAATTCTCATTTGACAGGTTCGAATTGAGAAACTGTCATCCCATTCGATCCATTTGGGATGCCCTTGGTCTGACATGTGTTTTGGAAGAAATAACATGAAACTTAGGATTTTTGGTGTATTCTATACTTCCAATTTGAAGGGGAATTAATCCATGGTCGATTCCGTAATAGATAAACAGGAATAGCTAGTTATACCTTGTGAAAATCGTTTTTCATGAGATTTACCATTCCATCTCTTTCAGAGAAAGATTTTGCTTAATCAAGCAAATTATAGTACGGTTACAGGAGTTTATCTATCGCATATATGCTTCAAGGGATATTAAGACATAACCGCCGAGGTGAGTAGGGGACCTAAAAGATTAAATGGAATGAGATATAGACAAATAAATCCCGTATGAATTCAAGAATCAAAAGTCTTGAAGAGACTTCATAAGGGAAGTAGACTACTCAAGAATTTTACATTCTCATTTTTGATAAGTAATTCATTTATCAAATTGAAGTAAAAGAAGAATGAATCAACGAGAGATTTGTTTTTACTGGGAACTTGAGTAAAGAGTAGTTCTTTGTAACGTTTTATCTAAAAAAGTCTAAAAATAAGAAAGAACTCCTTTTTTATTTAGTGCAACTACTTGAGCCGGATGAGAGGAAACCTTCACGTCCGATTTGAAAGGGGGGAATCCTATAGGAACCTATCTCGATTGTTCTTTTGCTAGGCCCATAGCTAAAAAACCGATTTTTTTACGATTACGAGGCTTATTCGAATATGAAATCCAATCCCGGAAATACAACATTCCACTTTTTTTTAGTACCCGAGGCTTCAAGACATTTCAAAATCGAGAAATTCTGGCAGGAGCTGATGCTATTAGAGAGCAATTAGCTGATTTAGATTTACGAATTCTTATCGAGAATTCATTAGTAGAATGGAAACAATTAGCGAACGAGAAATCTATTGGAAATGAATCAGAAGATATCAAAATTCAAATAAGAAAGAATTTTTTGATTAGACGTATGGAATTAGCTAAACATTTTCTTCAAACAAATATAGAACCAGAATGGATGATTCTGTACTTTTTACCAGTTCTTCCTCCCGAATTGAGGCCTATTATTCAGATAGATGGGGGTAAACTAATAAGTTCGGATATTAATGAGCTTTATAGAAGAGTGATTATTCGGAATAATGATCTTAGCAGACTATTAGCCTCAAATACCTCTCCGGACAGAGATGTTGTAATTTCTCAGGTCAAATTATTACAAGAAGCTGTAGATATACTTCTTGATACTGGGGTCCACGGAGAACCGAAGTGGGATAGTTATAATAAAGTTTACAAATCTTTTTCAGATATAATTGGAGGGAAAGAGGGAAGATTTCGTGAGACTTTGCTTGGGAAACGGGTTGATTATTCAGGGCGTTCTGTTATTGTTGTAGGTCCTTTTCTTTCATTACATCAATGTGGATTACCTCGAGAAATCGCAATAGAGCTTTTCCAACCATTTATAATCCGCGATTTAATTAGGAAACATTTCGCTTCTAACACAGCGACTGCTAAAAGGCAGATTAGAGAGCGCGAAAAAAGAACCTATTGTATGGGAAATACTTCGAGAAGTTATGCAGGGGCATCCTGTATTATTAAATAGAGCGCCCACTTTGCATAGATTAGGCATATTGGCCTTCCAACCTATTTTAGTGGAAGGGCGCGCTATTTGTTTACACCCATTGGTTTGTAAGGGTTTTAATGCAGACTTTGATGGAGATCAAATGGCTGTTCATTTACCTTTATCTTTGGAAGCCCAAGCGGAGGCTCGTTTACTTATGTTTTCTCATATCAATTTGTTATCTCCTGCTATTGGAGACCCTATTTGTGTACCAACTCAAGATATGCTTATCGGACTCTATGTATTAACCACCGGGAGTCGTCGAGGGATTTGTGCAAATAGGTATAATCGAAATAAGTATAATCTATATACTTACAAAAACTGTAAAAATAAACCAGTTGACAATCAAAACAATAGCTATGATACAGAAAAAGAACTTTATTTTTCTAGCTCATATGATGCACTTGGAGCTTATCGGCAAAAAAAAATTGGTTTAGATAGCGCTTTGTGGCTCCGATGGAAACTAGATCCATGTGTTATTGGGTCAAGTGAGGTTCCCATTGAGGTTCAATATGAATCTTTGGGTGCTTCTCATGAGATTTATGGGCACTATCTAATAATAAAAAACGCAAAAGATGAAATCCGGTATATATACATTCGAACCACTCTTGGTCATATTTCTTTTTATCGAGAGATAGAAGAAGCCATACAAGGGTTTAGTCAAGCCCGGTATATTCGTACACTATCGAAACTCAAAAAATCGATTGGGTGATGCTCTTTCTGGTCGGTGAAATTTGATTCGGTTTTTTCTAATTTCACTAGTATCAAAATTTTTGAATGTCTGCATGAATTCGGATTAAAATAAAGGAAATTCTATCTTCAAATCACTGACTCATGTCTATTGTCGAATCCCACTCAGCAAGATATAGAGGTAATTATGACAGAACAACAAGCCTTTTACAATAAAGTCATAAATGGAACTGCTATGAAACGACTTATTAGCAGATTAATAGCTCATTTTGGAATGGGATATACATCCCATATCTTAGATCAACTCAAGATTTTAGGCTTCCATCAAGCCACTGCTACATCTATCTCATTAGGAATTGATGATCTTTTAACAATATCATCGAAACGGTGGTTAGTTCAAGATGCTGAACATCAGAGTTCTCTGATGGAGAAACACCATCATTATGGGAATGTACATGCAGTAGAAAAATTACGTCAATCTATTGAAATATGGTATGCTACAAGTGAATATTTGAAACAAGAAATGAATCCTAATTTTCAGATGAGTGATCCTTCTAACCCAGTCTATTTGATGTCCTTTTCAGGAGCTAGGGGAAATGCATCTCAGATACACCAATTAGTAGGTATGAGAGGATTAATGTCAGATCCACAAGGGCAAATGATTGATTTACCCATTCAAAGTAATTTACGTGAGGGACTCTCTTTGACCGAATATATAATCTCTTGTTATGGAGCTCGCAAAGGAGTTGTAGATACTGCTATACGAACAGCAGATGCTGGATATCTTACTCGTAGACTTGTTGAAGTAGTTCAACACATTGTTGTACGTAGAAGAGACTGTGGTACTATCCAAGGTATTTCCGTGAGCCCTAAAAACGGGATGACAGAAACCTTTTTTGTCCAAACACTAATCGGTCGTGTATTAGCAGATGATATCTATATCGGTCTACGATGCATTGCCACTCGAAATCAAGATATTGGGATTGGACTGATCAATCAATTCATAGCCTTTCGAACACAACCAATATATATTAGAAGTCCTTTCACTTGCAGAAGTACATCTTGGATCTGCCAATTATGTTATGGTCGAAGTCTCACTCATGGTGATTTGGTTGAATTGGGAGAAGCTGTAGGTATTATTGCGGGTCAATCGATTGGGGAACCAGGAACTCAGCTCACATTAAGAACTTTTCATACTGGGGGAGTATTTACAGGTGGGACCGCCCAACATGTACGAACTCCTTTTCATGGAAAAATCAAGTTCAACGAGGATTTGCTTCATCCCACACGTACCCGTCATGGGCATCCTGCCTTTCTGTGTTCTACACACTTTTATGTCACTATAGAGAGTCGGGATATGATCCATGATTTGAGTATCCCCGCGAAAAGTTTGATTTTAGTTAAAAATGATCCATATGTCGAGTCTGAACAAGTTATTGCTGAGATTCGTACTGGAATATCTACTTTTCCTTTGAAAGAGAGAGTACAAAAACATATCTATTCGGAATCAGGGGGAGAATTGCACTGGAGTACTCAATTTATCGATCAGATGCATCCAAAGTAGCAGCTGCACTATAAAAGTATTGGTAAGTGAGGTTTCCAGCTATAAAGAACCTAATGACTTTGGTAAACGAAGTAGGTTGGTTTACTTCATTTTGGAATAAACCTGTTCGCTATCAATCTCATTATTTGCCCACTGTTCAAGATTACATCAAGTGTGAGAATGTGACAACTTCTATCTAGAATCGAGCTCGAAGGAAGCGGCATCAAATAACCCTTGCTATTCCGACTAAGAAGAAAGAAAGAAGTAAGGCTAGAAGAGCCACTTTTGCGTTCTTCATCCATCTGCCAGGATGCCTCCCTCTATAGCTGCCCATGTTGTACTCAATACAATGCTTAGGTTAACCCCGCCACATTTATACGGGCCATGACTGTTTTATATCTCCTGCTTCTTCCTCTAGCAAATGGTATAACTTTTTTATACGGTGTATTTTTTGTAGATATTATTAACCCTTTAGGAATCATCAATAGATTGATTGAGCAAAATTTATTAGTTTAGAGTGTTCATAAGACTGTAAGTAAGAGTAGTTATCCTCCCACTACTTCACTATTCACTGGCTGGCTAGAGACTAGAGATGATTCATTGCTGTATGAAGATTGGAAGAAAGGCAAGATCCATTTTTATGATCGTATTAAGTTGAAAAACTGCATTGCTCGCCGCTCCGCGCCTAAGGAACTTAAGAAAAAAGACAAGGCGCGCAGCGGGGACAAGCATCTCAACTCACTTGTTGATACTTACGAACAATATGCATATCATGTTTTCGATTTGAAATCATATGAGAACTTTAAGAGAAGCTTATTGGACCACGCTACGAAAGAGAATGATTGTCGAGCACTTCTTCCTAAATAGTAAGATTGGTGCTACCATCTAACTGAACTTAGTTATAGGTAGCTTCAAAAAGGATTAAGCTGGAATAGATGGCCTAATGAATCTAAACTGTTCATAGAAGAATAATAATCATAATATAAGGTGTCATAGCTCAATAATAAAGTATGCTAGTTATTGACTGATAACTGAGATAGGAACAAGAAATCCGTCATAGGTAATTCGAATTCAGGTATAGGGGAATCTGGTTCTACACCAATAGTGAGGTGTGGACGTTGGTGAGTTGGTATGTGACTAAGCAAGATGGGATAGTGGCAATCTCTATGATAAGGGTTATGGTGTATTCGATAAGTTTGTTGGAGATATGTTCAGTAATAGGAGGAAGGCTAAGAGTGAGGGACAGGTTTAGCCTATGTTTATAAGATCCTAATGAATAGAAAATACGGTCGATTTGGAATAAACCCACGAAGTTCCATATCTTAAATATGCACTGAGAAAAGATACAAGGAACTATTAAGTCTCAATGGTGGGTGGTCATCCGTAACGAATATGGGTTGTGTTCTTATTTGTTTTATGACACTAAAACTTAGGAATCAACCAAGGAAGGCAGCTGTTCAAATAGCTGCTGCCATTACTGCTCATGCTCGGATTCATATGCACCCTTATATAAGTAGGGGTGATTGCTTTTACACCGACACTTACTCTGTTGTCCTTAGTCAGAAATTGCCAGATGAAATCGTATCATCCTCAGAGCTAGGGAATTTGAAGTGGCGAGTACACGGGTATCTTCAACGCACCGAAAAGCTATTGTTTAATGCTGCATGATGATAAGCCGGATATCATGACAAGGGTGCTGCAAAACAAAATTTTACTAGAGAGTGGTATATCGAGCAATACTACGATAGGTTATTAGTTAAAAAGGTAAGAGTGACCAATCCTTTCAGTGTTTCAATGAAATCCATGACCACCAAAGAAGGATGACAACGATCAAAGCAACGGCGGTATCTCAGCAAAGGAGCTTTCTGCTCATATCATCTCAGCTGTTAATGTTGCCATGGAGAAACAAGTCTAAACCTTGAAAGAAGAATTCAAGGCAGTTAAGGAATCAAATGCAAGACTGGAAAAGAAGTATGAAAATAAGACAGCCGCCAGCAACTCAAACTCCAAAGAACTGGGAAAGCGAGTTACTCAACTGGAGACCCTATTCGAAAAATTCCTACAATCACAGACGAGCAAGAATCCAGAATTACCAGAATCCAGCCAAGCTGCATCAGCCAGACAGCAAAATCACGGTCCTGACAAAGGAAGAAGCCAAGGCAACAATCACAATCTCAGAATACCCTTGGATCCCCACCTTTCAGACTCTGATGATGAAGTGAACGGTCATGAAGAATCAAGAAAAGAACAAGATTACAGAATCTCGGATTCTCACAACCAAGGGTCCCATTCCTAGGGTTTATTTTACTTCTTTCAATGGAACAAACATCACTGACTGGATTGAGGAATGTGAGTTTAATTTGGAAATTAACCAAACCCCGGAAAAGTAGAAAACCAAAATGGCTACTGTTCATTTCATTGGTGCTGCTAGGCAGTGGTACAGCGGGTTTAGGCGTGACAATCCTCATCCATTGTCAAACTCGTTCTGCATCTCCTGTACTCGTACTTGCTCCACGGGAGAAGGCAAGAGCTCGCTTCTTACTACCGACATCCGCATCACGTAGATTGACTCCTTCTTTCCTCATTAAGGTACGCTTTTATATCTCGTTTCGTTACACCTTGACGTCCTGCGTACTGAATAGCACGTAGTTTTCTCTTGATTTAAGTTGTGCCACTGAAAACAGGTTCTTCTTCATGCCGGTAACGTGGTGTACTCCTTCAAGCTTTTACTTCGCAGCTTAGACTCTTTAGCTAAGTATCTATGTCCTGCTGAGTTAGGTAAGGTCGGTTATAAAAAAGGTTTAATTGAAGTGAAAATTAGTTTCACTGGAAAAGATCTACCAACAGCTGGTAGCAGTAGTGCCTTGTTTATAGAATGCTATAAAGCTTTTATTACATATATTTGGCCGTCACTTAATTGCTTTGCTAAGCTTACTATTTCATATGAAGTTTTAATGCCTAATTCACCTAATCTCACTTTCACTCTAGGGTCTGCTATTTCTGCAAGCGATTCTTCTGGATATCTGAAGGAAACATTCTTAGAAGACTTGTATTCACTGAGTAGATATAAGATACGTTCTCCTGAGTCTGCAATGGAAGCATCATGTCATTTCTTTATCACGTAACGACTTGTCGTTATGCCCGTGTGCAGATAAAATGAATTCCTCCCACGTGAATGTCTTCTTGCCTGTTAGTAATCAATTCGGGATTTCCGGATAAAGTGCTTCCTCGTCTGGGAGAGTGCCTCTCGCTGTACGTTGAATGTAGGAAGTTGTGGATACTGCTCTATTTTGGGAAAGATAAGTAATAGGACAAACTTCTGAATTGGGGGTTTCCGGGTTTTCATTACGTGTCTATGTTTCTACTAGCTGCACACGTGGGTTCAGACTCGAAAGCTGTAAGCCGCCTCTTCCCGATCTGTCTATCTGACTAATATGTCTGTCTTTCTACACTTCCTCTTTTAAACTGAGTAGTGTCTTCTTTGAATGACAATATTTGAGTTCTTTTCTGTGCTTTCCGCGTTAACTAGGCGAGTAAGAGAGAAGTTCTTCTTGCTCATGATGGGTTCTATTCTAAACGATCAAAGCAAAGAAAATGCCAATAAGGATAATGCTAAGAAAGCACGCTACGCCCTTTGATTCCCTATGTAGTTGAGAGAAAGGGTAGGTACAGAGTATGCATAAGTAGTTATCCGCAGAATAGTCGACAAGCCCAATAGTCAACAATTGTGTATTTTTCTGATCCTTCTTTTCTAGGACTAGAGAAGGCAAAGTACCCAGTCTAGTTCCCTGCGACGAGCCTTTATGTTGCTTTTCCTTACTTGCTTCCGTGTAGTTTGTTTTGCTTGCTTGCTTGTGAGCTAGACGAGCCTTCCCCTTTGTGAAGACAGACAGGGTTGGTTGGTTATTGTACGGGTTTGTTTAGCTTACGACGTATTTGTGAGTCCTCGGCCAAAGAAAGGAATCTTTCAAGTCGACAAGGGATGGATGATAACTGGACGGACGTTTTGATTCTTTAGAAAAACTTGATTAATTTCTCCAAAAATGACTATAGATCGAAGCTTTGTACAGTACGATGGTTAGCTGTTCACGGATTAGCCCTACCGTTTTTTTGGTTGTGTTAGATGTTTATTGAGTACTACTTCCGGATAAAAGAAACGAGTTTGTACTGCCGAAACAAAGAGAGCAAAAGACATACATTCGAGGTCGTATAAAAAAGAAATATTGGATTTTCTCAATCCACAAGAAATAGACTTGATGCCATTTATGCACGCACTTCGAAATGCATACAATTGCACGCACTTTTGAAAACTCTTTCTTTCTCACTCACTTGTGCATGCAAAAATCACAGATAGGAACAACACCTAATGTTGTGAAGAAAGCACTATTTACGCAGTTACCACCCGCACGTATTCCTTCTTAATGGTTGATCAAGTTTTATGGATTCACCACCCTACCCCGGGACCGATTGACGTACATCTGATGCATGAACTATAGTGAATATACACCCCCTTCTCTTTACGCACGCCCTATTTTATATACCCGCCTTACTGTATTGGTACTTTTGATACCCACCCTAAGTAGAAATCTTACCACACAACCAGAAAGAACTCGGACTATGTATGATAAGAGTTTCGCTCGGTAGATAGCCGAGCCGGGAACGAATCCCAAGCAATCAAACCAACAGAAAGAATTTAGACTAAAGAGATCTCTCAAGTTGAAAGCTACGAAGTCTACGCAGAGAGGGGTATATCTTGTATTCTAAAAAGTATGCAAGGTATGAACGGATCCGAGTGACTAGTAAGCTCACTTGGCCCAATACAAAAAAGTCGCTTGCGGCCTGGCAAGAGTCAGTAGATAGGAGGGAGGAGTACGCCTCTTTTGGGTCCGATGCTCCGTTTCGTTGGTAGTACCTTTATTCTCACTACCCATATCGCATTTGATGCTCCCTTGCTTTTGACCTATGGCAGTCAGAGCTACAGCTACTGGAATAAACTAATTGAATTTGGGACTGGGAAGGAACCTTGCTTGCGCATTTCTTTCTAGTTATCTTGCATATTCTACATACTGGCTTTTCGTTTAAGATATTCTCATTTCTCTTTCTCAAAAACCCAATCCAACTTTTAGGTATCCGTGCATTTCTTTACCATCCTTCGATACAATATAGCTGTTTGCTGCCCCGGCCCGTATGAGCCCACTAATGGCAGGTGAGGGAGCGACGACAAGTTGCTTTATATGTATGTATGTTCCAAGCCTCTTTTGAAGTTGAGACACATGCCAGGCAAGGCAAACTGGATGGATCTGGATCAAGGTGCGTGCTTATGGTAATTTAAGCCGATACTGGACACACAAACTCTTTAAAGAACCTACCTCGAAACAGAGTATTTGGTGCGCGCCCGCAACTGTAGCGTGTTTCTCGATATGGACCTTTCACGACACGCACGGTACGGGATCAGCCAGCCAAAGCCAAGCCAGCCCCTTCTTCTCAGTGCGAGCGACGTGTGAAATAACTTAGAGCTAGCTAGTAAGGTATGAAGGGACTAACTCAACCGCAGCTACAGCTTCTTATCGAGCAGTTCTTATTCGACCTGGAGAAAGAAAGCGAGAGTTCGTTCTCACCGGCCGGCGCGTACAATTATTAGAGTGGAGCTAGGAAGAAGATGAAATCAGTCAGTGAAGGTAGCAAATTAGGGTAGGGTACTGCTTTTTATTTCTTTTGATAGACAGATTTCTGCACTGCCTTGGACTAAAGATGAAGGAACAGCAATTCGAGCCAACCTATAGAGAGAGCCATGCGCTTGAGACGGGAAAACGTATAGCAAAGCTAGCAGCGTGCCTGGTTGTACGGAGGTAGGAGTAAAAGGTTTAGAAATAGCCAGACTTCACGCTGACCCAATGAAAGTAACACGGACGGGGGCTTATTGGCTCCTTCCTTTCCTCAAGTCAGACTTTCCTTGCTTCGCACCACTTGATGCCCGATGAATTCCTTCCCCCCATATGAAATATACCGAGTCATATTATAAGCTTTGATATTTCAATACGGATTAGATAAGCCACTTTAACGAGCGATAAATACGTGTCTTCTTTTTCTTCTGGGAAGAGAGGAAATGCACGGGTTGTAGGTCATTGAGGGAGGGTAATGTGGAACTGATCCTTGGTTGAGGGAATCTAGAGCATAACTCGGTTTTGGGGCCTTCAAAAGGGTGCCTGCTTCATTAATAGAATAGAAACAATACTGGACTAGCTATTCTACTAAACTCCGAGGAGGAATGAAGCACCCTGATCGTGTTAGAGAGCGCTTGCCCTCAAATGGTAGCGCACAGATGAGGATATCACCTAGGTAGAGTTTGAATGAACTTCAAGGTTGGTATTGGCGCGGCGGTTAGACTGAAGCCCTCTTGATATTTATCTTTGCTTATTCAACTATGGCTAGTCCCAAAGGATTAACTATCTTGGATCAAACAAAATCATTTCCCAAGAAGCGATTCTCCGGAATAAACCCATGTAGGACCCAAAAAGAAAAAATCCGGAGGAAACAAAATGTAGGACCTATGATGCAATTTTCAGCTCATGGAACACACGCACATACATGCTACACTACAACACTAAAACTACAAACTGTGTGACATACTCTGATTATGCTCTGGGAACTATAAAATACGGGAAAGCCATTCCGATTATCTTCGCTCCTACTTACTTACCACCGACTTTACAACAGCGGACATAAGAACCATGAACCACCAAATTAATAATGGCTTCTTCCAGAATAGAAGCGACTTATCCGTTCATACTTCATTAAATGGAGCTGGTAAATTTACTACTTATACTCATGCCAGGTGTCTATCATTCCGTAATTTTTCTTCCTATCAGGCCCTTTCTTCCTCATTTCTTCATGGAATTTCCTATCAAGGGAAAGGTGATCCAATGAAGAAGCGGTCGAGACGCATGCATACTTGATAAAAAGCTACCTTTCCTCGTCCTAGTGAAAACATTCGAATTCAGTAGAAGTACCCTTGAGCGATCGACGTTTACCAGCGGGGACTCGGTATGTGAGTGATCTCCTAGAAGAGGACGCAGGGGGTGCTCAGTGAAAATCACTGTATTTCTGTTTTGCTGTAACACCTAATTTCCAATAGCGTATATGTGTATTTATCCGGTATGCGCTAGTTTCGAATAAGCTCTACGGATTACCGGTACAATCATTTGCTTTGCTTAATGCCTCTTCGAAGAGTAGAAGTGATAGTTATCATCCATTGTAGCAGAACCAAAACCAAACTAAAACAACATGTTCAATCCTTTGTTGGGAGAGTTCTATTCTATTAGACTGTTCTCATGTCGGGATCATGCGGATTGGCGGCATAGCTAACAACCACTAACCTTTTCACACTAGGCGCCCTGATCACTACTAAAATCACGACCTTACCTCACAGTGGAAGACACAAACACTTCATCATCTTAAGACAATGCCTAGGATTAGACGCTGCTAAGCCATACCAACTCTTACGAGGACGGCGGGCCAGACACTTATCTCAAAGAAGCAGAATCTGAAAGATCTACTTTCTTGGAATTGTTTGATATCCTTTCTTCTATTTATTGTTTTAATTCTCATTTCTTATGAAATATCCGGCAGATCCGGAATCGTCTTTTTTTCTCTACTATTTGATTTCACGCTCTGAGCGTTCTCATTTCTCTTTTGCCTGGAACTCCTTAATCAGTGCGGAAGTTACTTCGATACCTTTCCAAGAGTCAGTAGCTACCTTGATAACAAGAGTTCAAGCATAATCCCTTTCAGCTTTGAAGACAAAGGCAATCTCGATGAGAAGCAAGGGTTGGAAAGATAAATTCTCTCGATCAACTCCTTTTTTCTCTTTCTTTAGGTGCTTGTTGGATTTAAAATGCTTCAAACTCTATTCTATCAGTCTTGGTATCGATTATCGGGTTTGATTGAGCGGGAGGATTGAAAGGATCCATAAACGGGGTTGAGAATAGCTCAAGTGGAATTTAAAGAACCATACCTCAGATGTCAGGAGACTACGGTTATAGCTTTGGCCGTAATGAGACTACTCATCAAGTATGTGTACAATACTGGATTGAAGTATGGGGAGTTTCCTATTGGTTAGAACTTGATAACACCAAGCGGAGAGAAAGTTTCCTTTACCAGAGGTCATGCTATTTTTTTTTTTAAGATTCCAGTGGGAATGCAGTTTCCAACATGGATGTTTATGTTATGGTTGAGAAAAAGGGTTTTCAAAAAGCTGAAGAATACGAGAAGTATTTATTAACGGGTTTAGACATTCGAGTGTACCTGCTTGGTGGGCATGAAATCACTGAAAAAGAGTTGCCTAGCTCCGATGAAATTGCCAGCATAATTTGTAAATTAATAGAAGCAGGCATAGGTTGTGGTGAACCACGAGAAGTTAGAGCTATGGGTAGGATTCGTAGAGATCCTAAGTTTCTCGCGGAATTGAAGCCAAAGGGAAATAAATGTCTTCCTTTCATTGTTGCCGATATAGAGACTTTTATACTAAATAATGTGCATGTACCTTATGTTGCTGGGCTCTTAGTGGTGAATCCGGGGGATGATGTAGCTGCGAAAATGACATATACACCGCTTTTCGTGAAGAAACCCATTTGATAATACCTGCTTTTGAAGAAAGGAGTACTAAAATGTTGGTAGATTTTATAGAGCGTATAGCAAAACAGGGATCTACTCACAATGGCGTGAAACCTTTTTACTTTCATAATATCTCACGATTCGATGGTATTCGAATAATGAAGTTTTTAGCCACTCATATGGTCGAGTACACCCTAAAACCGCTGCAGAGTCAAAATAAGCTTTACCTTTTATCAGTTTCTAGTAAAAAGAAAATGGGTAATAAGAAATTGGTGCTCCGCCTACGAGATTCATACACTCTACTCCCAAACAGTCTAGAAACATTGGCTACGACTTTATGTCCGCACTTAGGTTTCAAAGGCTCAATAGCACATTACGAAGTTCAAGTGTCTTCTCTTAAGTAAGGAGAATAGAGCCAAATTGTTGGATTATATGCCGCAGGATACCCAGCGAAAGATGTTAGGTCCTTTAAAGCTTCCGAAAAGTTGAACTAACTTTTTCTTTTATTGATCGAGAAATCCATCTGTTGAACGCTCCGCGCCTTGGTATTCCTGGCCGTGTAGCAGGGGTATTCTTCGTGCGACTGGTACCAGATGGAAGGAAGGCACTTCCGACAAGACGATGGGGAGAGTTAAAAGACCTGTAGCAAAAGTACAAACTTGACCTTGCTTGGGCATGTGCATAATTACCAAAGGACGTTTACAGGTTATTACGTATGGGGTGGGTTCATTTGAGGTAGATTCATTGCTCATTTTAGAGTTCACTGAGCACTAATTGCACAGTTTCGTTTTTGGGTTTATTTCAGCTTCATTTTCTACCTATTTCTATGTAACAGGCAGTAGGAGCACTTAGTACGGGTGGCTTTTTGAAACTTCTTTCGTGATTAATCTTTTGGTACATCCACTATTAGAAGTTCACGTTTACCTAACGGCGGGCGGGGAACAAATTTCTTTGCAGGGGACACGGGTGCATGAGCATGAACCATGTTCCCTAACGAACTCTGATTCTCCAGATGCATACAACCCATTTTTATATGCCAAGTGCGATTTGCATCTATCTTCTTGTTCTCCGGCCTACAGTGTTATTATTGCATTGCTCCTACTCAGTTAATGGAATAAATACTTCTTTTTCGGTGGTACTTGTTTGAATGAATGAAAGGCCCCAGTCTAGAGAGCTCAGCCGGCGCCAAGTGAAAGTGAAAGTTCTACAGCAAATAGAAAGGGCCTTCCAGTTCAGCGTGACGGGTTTTCTTTTCTCTTTCCAGTTACTCTCGTTCCTTTGTCTTCGCGCCGAGTTCTTCCTGTGCCGAGCTACTCCTGCTGCGTTGGGATACTGTCTACTAAGGAGATAACCCATCCATACTGCACCTCTCTCTTGCTCTAGCTGATACTGCTCTCCTACACACCTCGTCCTACCCCTACCCCTGCACCTCCTGCACCTACAGCTCCATTTACTCCTCAGGCGCTTATCGCTCAAACTAAATCTGCCTCTCCAGATCAGGGGTATCTTGACTCTGGAGCCTTCAATAGGTATAGATTGAAAAGCCCGCTGCGTGGGAACAGACTTGTACCCTGCTTCTTTCTTACCACCCAAATACTCTTTTCTTCAATAGATTTTTTTCCTTCTTCGTCAAGGGATTGCTTGGTTTCTTTCCTTGTTCTCATTTTATCGCTCGCCTCTTCCTCTTCTTCTGCTTTGTCTCTCTCTCTCTTATTATACTGCAGGGGGTTATACTTCCCCCGTACTGCTTTATTTACTGCTTTTCCTACACATGCCTATTTCCTTCGCTCCTTTCCCTGTGTCTGTTCTGCCTCTTTCCATCTTTTACTACTACTTACCGGTAAGCCATACTTATTATTAAAATAAGTATCCCTATTTGGAAAATGACCTATTGAGCTATCACGCGCAGCCTTATTTCGGTTAGAAGTTGACCTCTATACAACACCTACTTGAGTGCATGCATATTCTTCATCTTTATCTGCTTAACCTTTTTCTTGACCGAGATAATCAACTCTTTGACCCAACTACTACTCTAGCGAGTCTATAAGTTAATACCTTTCTTCAGTTTCTGCTGCTTTGTGTGCTTGACTCGTGTGTTAGTTATAAAAATTGATTTTCCTTCTTAGAAGTATATCTAGCTATGACTCCTCACTGGTAAAACGTCGGCTATCACGACCAAAGCTTACGTGTATAGCTACGGGATGATGTTTTTTGTAGAGAGAAGGAAAACCTGAAATAACCCCGCCATTCTTTTTACACGTGGTGAAGGTCTACATACCAGAGAGAATTTCCAGGTACTCTTAAAGCTCTTGAAAATTGGATTCAGTATAGCAGCTTTTCTTCTGAGGCTATGTCTCCTATACTGATGAGCAGCATAATTTATTAGGATAAACCCATTATTGAAGCGCTAAAAAGGAGGAAATTATGGCAAGAGTTTTTTCACGATGGATGTACCCGTCAATACTTGGTGTTAGGGAGCACATCTTCACGGGCAGGTGAGTTATTTTATCTCTGCTATACCTAGCCAACTACTCCCGGTGCATACGGAAAACTCTACGTATATGCTTCTCCTTGCTAACAAACACCTATTTCTCTATTCTCAGTGTACGAGCGCATCAAATCAAGTGTTTTGTGATGGAACTAAATGAAATAGGTAACTTTCTTGGTTAACCTTTTCCAATACACTTTTTCTGCGTGGTTCCTTGCCCTCTGACGCATCAAAACAATGCAATAATGTGCAGCACATTCCAAGAAATTCGGGGATATTTCTCCAGCAACAACCTACCAGCAGCTAGGTTTGCCGAGGCATTTTCAGTTACTACATGAATAACATTCTCCACCCCGGCATCGGCGCATTCCACTCTCAACAAATTTTAGTGTATACTCCGCACTATGAGTATCAGCGGAGCCATTAACAACTAGTTGGAAACAAGTACCCAACTCACTATTCACACCAAAATTAATTCGTCTTCTGCCTCTCCGATCTGTCCATGAATCCGTCATGCATGATAGTACAACCCATTTTGTTTTCCACCAACCCCGGTGAACCTTGAACTTCTCACTTGAACTTCTCATTGGTCTTCCCCACTTGTCTCTTTCACAACGGCTCCCTTTACTCATACATGGTGGGAGGCTGGGTTCCTGGACCGTATTTTCCAAGCGCCTCACAAAAAGAAAGAAAAAGAAAAAGGTCTTGTACCTGATAAGAGCTCCTTAGCCTCACACACAATAGGACAATGGGCCGATGTAGTTTTCGGCACAGCAAGGGGGGTGGTGTTGGGAAAGAGGTAACTACAATAGTATGAAATTAATAAAAGAATTCATCTCTGACCGAGGTTCTATTTTGGTTTGTCTAAGGACATCTAATCAGTGGCATTGCGTATATCCGCACAAAACTTTAGGTCCAAAGGATGGGGGTAGAGCAGGTAAACAGTACCACGAGTAGCATGTTTCAAGCAAAAGTTATCGGTTACGAGCCAAGGTGAATAAGATATGGTGCAAGGGTAACAAGTACACGTATAGGTAGTAACAAGTGTTCGAGCTGGTCTTCCCGTAGGTGAAGAAAGGAAGTGAAAAGAAAACTTCTGAGAAGTATGCGCCTAACTAGGACGTTGTGAGTGCGAGCTGCTTTCAAGAAATGCGGGTTCAGCGCTCGCCAGTAACGCTATCAGTGAATAGAGCTGGTGTCTCAAGCGCCTTATCGGCTTGCTTGTTCATTATCAGCTTTCCTCTTTATATTCAGTGCTTTACTGCAAATTGTACGAGTGACTTTGCCGCCCCGATCACCCCATGCGTCTCCACCCCTATCTACCCCCATGAAATAAAAAATTTAATTTTACCGTGCTTTCTTCTTATTTTTTTATTTTCACTTTTTTTATTCAAATATGATCGATCAAATGAAAAAATACCAAAGTGATAAAAACAGATGAAAATTTCTCTACTAAACTGCTCTATTAAGCATATAGCAGCCTTCATTTCGCTACTAAAGCAGTCGTCTTTTTGAAAACGAAATTCTTGAAAGCAAAAGCGCTTTCCTGCCGGAGAGTTTTTCAAGAAATCCATAGACAAGAAGCAATGCAAAACAAACAACACTATGTATGATGATAGTGCTCGCTTGGTTGACTTTGAAATTCAGTGTTTCTTTTGTTTTCTATTCGGTACGTATAAGCTCTCGTTGTGAGTGAAGGGGAAAATACCAGCTAGCTTCCCTGGATAGAATAGTCAGAGGTATAGAATACAGGAAATAGGGAACATCTTGATTGGTTATTTTGGAGTAGAAAGAACATCTATATGAGAGACGAAAGTGTAGTTTGATGTGGCGTATAACGAACAAGGACGAGTATTTCTGACCAATGGTATCAAAGGTGCAATTCCTTTCCTCCGTTCCTAAATGATTAGTTGGGAGCTTTGCTTCCTTCCTTCATCTCACATTCCAAACAGATGTGTATGTTGAGTCATTTTGGTTTATAGAGTGTTTGTGTTCCGTGTTGTTGAACCAATAGTGGATTCGCCAAAAAGTGGGTTCAATGGAGTGTTTTCCCTGTTGCGGGTTCAATAGACTGGGTAACCGCTGTGTCGCTCCTAGAGAGTGAGCATGTAGTGTGAAGTTTCTCGTTTGTTGGTGTCCTAGCCTCAGTGTAAAGTGTGAATTTGTAGATTCAATGTTCGAATTTTCATCGTAGGTTTCATTCTTTTCGTAGGGTTCCAGCTCTAATGGGTAGGCTTGTTCATCCAGATAAGAAGTCTGCTCAAGAAACCATACTGTCTAGGAAAGGTAGTAAATTGACAGAGGCTGAAGTGAGTTTGGTTAATTCGATGGATCAAGCCTAAGTTGCCGGATTTATGAACGAGCCAGGGGAAGTTTATTTTATTTATATGAAAGTTGTTCGCTTGTTTATAAAGTATGCCAACCCTTCTATTTTGGGTTATGCGAAGATGACTCTGTCTTATACAATGAAGATGCCTAGCGGGGAGATAAAATTCACGCTGGGTGAAGCAATACCATACACTGATTTGAGTAACATGAGAAATCATTCTATGCAGAGCTATATTCGCTTTATGGGCTAATGAGGCGTACTCGAGATAACCTGCTTCTTCTGGAGATATAAAAAAGCGTTCCTGCATGTCTACTACTTGATCATCAACAGATGCTTTACATAAGATAGTTGGGAGCTTCAGCCTTCTTGTCACGGCTCACGCAACCACTCCATCCTCATGTGGTACGTGCCTACCGCCATGGCCTTACTTGCCTTGGCTTTGGTTTAGGATGACACACTCTGGACCCGAATTGGTACACCTTTGGTACCGATCCATGTATAGGTTTTTTTGGTTCATTCTTTGAAACCCTATCGTGTCTGAACTAGTATCACATCCGAACTGATATCACCTCCGGGGGCATGTCTGGTATGTATACGGCCAATTGTTCTCTTTTCCTCAGATACTAAACTCGATGGTCGCTTGGTGTAGATAAATTTACGAGCTTGTGACTGCCTTCTATTCGTCCTTAGCCTTCTGCTTGGCTCCTTTCTGCCTAAATTTCTTCACTTTTTTTCAGGTTAGCTTCCTCTTTTCCCTTGTAGGTTTTATCTTCACCATTGCTAGACTCAACGTTTTTTCAACGTTGTTAGGTTCAACGTTCGGTCATTTTTACTTGGTTCAGTCTGGATTATTTCACCGGGAGCACTTCTTGGTCACTGACTCCTCATATTTTTCTGGGAGTTCTACTCGGATCCCAATTATTCGCCTGACTCCGACTCGTCCCATTCCAGCGAACATCACCCCTCTCGCCACATCTGCGCTAGGGATTCTTCTCTACATTCTTGCGTTGAGATGCCATCAACTCTTTCCTGGGGAATCAGGTCACGTAGTTGGCTATGGAAAAGCAAGGCCGCTTTTCGTTCGCAACATTAGTAGTTACTCACTGGCTATAGCAGATCGTAAAATAGAGAAGCATTTGCTGCGATAGACATATTGTTCCGGGTGTCGAACTCCTAAATAAAGTGCCGGGGCAAAAAAGACAAACAAGAACGCAGGACAAATGGCATCAGTTCTTTGCCTGAGGGCAATTTTCCCTTGAGAAAGTTGCACGATTGAAGCGGGAAAGCAGTAAATACCCTAGATCTTCTTTTTCTAATAGAACCTGGTTGTCCTACAAAGCGCTTTTCTTCAAAAGTGACTGATTCATGTGCAGCTGAAGTCTCTAGCATCCTTTCAACTATACGGATTAGTCCTACTAAGAGCGCTTATGTAGCATCTCCGAGAACAACCCATTCTTTAAATGTCTTGCTCTTGCCATTGTGAATGTGCAGTTCCTTCTGATTCAATTGCAACAACAGCGTCTTCTATCAAATCCGAAAGCGCCACAGCTTCTTCTGGTCCATCTGCATACTCTTCTATGCTGCTCTCTTATTTTATTCACTTCCCTTCATCTCCTCCCCCACTTATTGATTAGGGCGAGCTTCGCTACCTTCTCTGCTAAGAGTAAAAGAGGCAAAGTGCTTACTACTAAGGAAAGAGATTCCATTCCCTAGGGCAGATCTTCCTCTACCACTACTACGCTGTGACTTGCTCGGCCTCGGATGCGCAAGTCTCAGACCTCATCTCCTGTACTGTCAGAGAACAGGTCGAAGTCGTCAAGGAACAAGGGCAGTGGTTAACAAAGAATTATAAGATCGACTGAATCGCTTTTAAGCTCGTTCAATCCATAAACACGTGCAATCCCATCTCCAACTGATACTACAACGCCCCTTCCCAACTACTTTTTTACCTATACTATGCATGCATTCAAGATAAGGGTATTTTGGAATAGTCCGCCAAGTTGTATACTACTAAGCATTTGATCGAGTTGGGTAGATCAGTAAACACGGCAGGCATGGACGTTGAATAGCACAGGATGGATATTTGTGATAGGTAAAAAACAAAGAAGCATCTCGATGCCAAAACTCCTCTACATGCGCTAGGTATGAAGATCGAAGTAGCTCCTAGTCTAATGGAGGCCCGAGATCTTTATCCTAACCTACTCGTCTATGGTCTGGTAGACTTTAAGGCCCATTTTTGAGGTGCTACCTTTGATGCCAAGGATTATCGACGATCTGCTCAGACTCATGGTATTGCTGCTGATGCTAAGTCTATCTATGTAGTGGATGTAAAGAAGCAAGTCGCACAACACTTCTCTAGTCTATCTAATGCTGGTGCAGCTTATGGATCTAAGAGCACTATGCGACAAAAGTTCGGGCGAATCCGTGACACTAATGAAGTCATGGAGAACCTTAACGTACAAATCTACACCAGCGCTACATTCCTAAAGACATATCCTGATGCTGGTGATACATACGATCTCTCTGATGGCCCGAGGTTAGGGTTGTATATAGTTAGCCCTATATGGGTCCTCTCGGGTATATCCCTCCCCATACCTATACAGACATAGACTACCTCGAGTTCGAGTATTCGGGTATTGCTATCCCTACTTATGACAATGTGTTGACTCGGTTTCCTTCCTGTGGGCATTGCTCTGGTAATCCTTGTACCTAGTCTTGGAATTGCATTTGCTCCATAGCACCCTACAAAGGATTGTATCTAAGGATGCTCTACCCCAATTGCAGGCTAGCCACTATTGGACGGCTCCGTAGGGGAGCTTGGGTAGCCTTTCTTTAAGGCTAATCGTACCTAACCCTCCCCATATGATATAGATTTGCTTCCTGTGCTATAGAATAGTGATACAACTTATTGGGAACATCGTTCAGTGGTAGGATATATAGTTGTCTCTTAGGTGACGCGAGTTCGATTCTCGCTGTTCTCGAAATCTCTTACTCCGTTATCCTGAAAAGGGCTAAGTAATATAGCTCACATGGGCTACATGAGTACTATATCTCTTTACTATATTCTCTCGTAGTAAACTTATTTATTACCAATGCATAGTGTAAATCATTATGTATAATTCCTATTGAACTCCATAAAGGGGGGGTAAGCATTTATGTTACCACTACACATATGGTCTATCCATTAAGCCTTATCTAAGGCGCAGAAGACACAAGTCTACATATCAAACATTAACATGAATGAAACTATCTATCGCACTCTTTCTTCTCGGTATCCTCGGATTCGTCCTCAACCGAAAGTAGAGAGATCATCCTCATGCTGATCTCAATTCAAATCATGCTGCTAGCTGTGACAGTACTAGTTATGTTAAGCTCATTCTCATTCGATGATATCGTAGGACAAACATATAGTATCTACATCATCGCTATTGCAGGTGCAGAATAAGCTATAGGTATCGGTCTTCTTGTAGCATATTACCGTCTACAAGGATAAATTTCACTAAGCTAACATGTATCGTCCTTCGGGCCCTAGGGTCTATTCTGACTCTCCCTATGCTAGGTGCAATGGGTGCAGGACTCCTTGGACGTAAGGTAAGTTTAACTGGTGCACATATTATTACTTGTGTAGCTATGTGTACAGCAGCTCTCCTATCTTACGGAGCATTCTATGAAGTGGGTCTATCAGGATCACCTGTATCAATTCGACTTGGTAGCTTAATCGATTCAGAATGGCACAGTTGACTGAGGATTCCTATTCGAGAGCCTAACCGTATCTATGCTCATCGAAGACCTCGCTGTAGTAACTGTATAAGCACTAGTACACATCTTCTCTTTAAGCTATATGGCAGGAGATACACACAACCAACGATTCTTCTCATACCTCTCTATGTTAACATTCTTTATGCTTGTGCTCGTGCCAATACGGTCGGTAGATATCCACAAATCTCAGACCTCACTGAAATGATGCATGCACCGAAATTTAAGCTCTTTTTTCTATACCAATAAGGTATAATACTTATATTTACCAGCCAAATTCATTATTCTTTAAGTACTTGTGTAGGCCAGAGGTGAACATACAACCATGAGAAGTGGAGTTTCAAAGCATTGAGAAGGGCTCAGATGCGATTAAGTGGAAAGACAGGGCAGGGTGGATTTTCTTTATTTTCACTAGTGCACTTCTATGAGTTGTATATTCACGATAGCCAGGAATAGGACTTTGAGAAGCAAGGTTTGGAAAGAGAAATTCTCTCGATCAACGCAAGGCCGGAGGCTAACGAAAAATCGGCGAGTGATTCAAAAGAGTACGTTGGATCGGAATTCCTAGGTTGAGTTGGACAGACTTTTTCTTAATTTTTCGTGATGTTTCTTCAGAAAATGCAAAGAAGAGAGAGTTTGTTTAATAGGCTTAGCTAGCGTTTCGCTTCTTTGTCAAATGCTTTTTTTACTTATCAAAAATATGCTCAATAGAATTGACCAGCGTTAGTAGAAGCTGAAGTTGCCGCAGTAGCAGAAGCGGATGCAGAAGCAAGTCAAAAGTCAGCATGAGCAGGATAGCCAGTATAAGCATTACCTGGAATAGTAGCTTCTCAAACTGGGTTTTGTACTGGAAAAGTTGGATTCCTATTTACTTGGCTTAGGTCAACAAAAAAGTAGTTAACTAGGTAGCTAAGTTCAGTCACAGCTCGGAATATTAGTGTAGTTGGATCAGCTAGGGAAGCATAAACAGGTAACGCTTCAAAGGCTTGTGGTGGGCTACTAGTAAAAGTACTGAAAATGGTGAATGAAAGGACACAAAAAGACTGAAACCAAAGAAACCTTAAAGAGAAAGCGTATTTCACCTTGATGCTCTATCTCATCTACCCGTAATAAGGGGTCCCGCTGCTGATGCTGGACGAACTTCTAAGAAAATTTACCCGTATCTTCCCGCGTCGTAAAGAAAGCAGCTTTGGCTCAATTAAAAAGAGGATATGATGCTGCGTTCGGGTTCGAGCATTAGCAATTTGCTTTTGCAGCGGATTCAATCTCTTTATCTGGCAGTTTGTTAACATGCGAAGGCGTGGGGCCCCACCCAAAAAGCAGAAGTAGTCGCTAGACTTTGAGCGCATCTCGAAGACCAAAAGCCGACCGAAGCTTCATCCGGTATTGAGGATTTTAGCATGTAGATAGGTGAGCCCGGCGACTCTGTGCCTTGTTCTCTAATCCAGAGTATATTAAGCTGCAACCCCTTTCAATCTGACCGCTTCTCTTGCCGATGCTGAATCTACCTGCAAGGTAAGGTTTGTAAAGAACAGGAGTATTATGCCATGAGAGAAAGGGCTAGGATAGCCAATTTTTTGGAAAAAAACCCCGACTACTTTACTTAATGATAACTCCGAGTAGTGATGCCTAGTCCTCTGGCTTCCTAAAGAGGACCGCTACGCGCCTTGTGTCGTGAGCTGGAATAAACTAGTCAACGTAAACTGCAACTGTACAGGTTGAAACGAGAGAACATGAAAAAGATGCTAAATGCAATGCGATATACTTTAAGAATTTATCTCGTTTTGCTGGGATTCTTTTAATAAGACTTATATTAAGTAATACTTATATTGTAAGTTTAAGCCATTGATGAGAGATAATGTGCTGTACGAGTTGACGGTACATTCTAGTCAAAATAGGCGAATGGTGTTTCGTGATTCCCAAAAGCTTTTTCCATAAAACCTGGCCCGCTTGGGCCAAAGTATATGCCCCGGCCGGAGCTCGGCCATAAAGGGGGAAGTCGATCACACAACTGTAAATCTTGGGAATTGAAATGAAAGAAATAGAGAATTCATAGAATATCAGATTCCAGATATCTATCTGCTTGGTGGTATAATGTTTAAAGCGCTGGAAATTGGCTTTCGAGAATATAATATCGACGCGCTCACTAAGAGGACCATATCAGCTCTAGCAATGCATATATTTCTTATAGGTATTCTACTGATAAAGAGGCCCCCATTCACATACCAAATCGAAACGTTGATTCATTTTTTCGCCTTTCTCTGGTGGGCATGTCTCGAAGCGCTAGCCGCGCAGAAAGGGCTCAAGTAAGAGTTGGTTGGCGCATAGCCTTAGATTAGTGATTTTTAATTAATACCCACGGCTGGTCAGCGCGTTTAGCACTAGTCTGTCTTCATGAACCGGTTGCGTGATTGCCCTCTCATGGTATAGGAGTTTGAAGCTCTGAAAGAACTCAGTTTGCCCAGTTATGCAGCCCCCACCCAATAGGGAAGGCCCGCGTAAAGGAGCTAGGCTGCCAGGGTAATACATAAAAGAGTGAATGAGGATAGGGGCGGTGGGATGCCTACCCTAGTGTTGCTTTAGTTCCTTTCCTTCCGGTACGCTTGGTCTTCAGGAAAGCAGAGATAAGAGACTCCTTGGTCTGTCCCAGCTGGGCCCTAAAGAAGGCGAGGAGTAGCTCGTTCTCTATCCTATCGAAGCACTGAACGATGTCCAATTTAGTTGTCCGAAACAAAGCTGGCCGAGGAGAGCAGAGCGGAAGTAAATAAGCGAATGGATAATGTTCGGTCGGAAACGCACACACAGTTGCTTGCTTATTAGTCACCCGAAAAAAAAAAAAATGGAAGTAAATATCAAGGTGTTGAGTGCGGGCGCAAAAGAGAGGATTAGCGGCAAGGTATGTTGCTCCGAGATTATCGCAGCACCAGAGAATGGGTGGAGTGAGAAGAGGAAGGTGTAGCTCACGCAATAGAGATTGGATCCACAGAAGTCCAGTACAGAGGAAGATGCTAGTATGCCCATTCGGGCACAAGTTTGCTCTTCTAGCGAAAATGAAAACCAAAATGCCTTGTCCATCGAGATGATGCCGCTGGAACATTGCAAAGACCTAACACCAAGGGAACTAGAACGGGTTTGTAAGCTTGAAACCTTCACAGTCCCACCGAAAACCGAAGAAACCGAAGAAAGGGGAGTGGTCGTGCATCCCACCATTAAGTTCATAAAAATGGGAGAGGTCGACCCTTAAAATTACAAACCTTGTCCAGAAGACTGGGCACAATGGCTCGTTGAAGAAACGAAGGAATCAGGAGTTCCTCCACAAGTCCAACATGCCCCAAACACTAAACTTTTGGAGTTGTTCCACCGGGCACACTGCTTGGAACCGATTCCAGAAAAGAGAGCCAAAATGTTCCGAGATATGTGGAAAGGCTACTCAAATGAAATCCAAAAGCTCAATGGCAAAACAGCCAACACAAGAGGATTGGGATTTACCCTGGACTGTGAGACATCACAATCCCATGTCTCACCGATCGTTAAACGACATTCATGTCATCATGTCACCATAGAGGAAATATATTACAATGAGGAGGAAATCCAGGAGGCTTAAACTAGTCCTTTGGAAAGTGAGCAATTCATCCTCGCAGCCAAAAATGCTCCAAAAGAATTGGAAGAGGGTGGCCAAAATACCATCGATGAGTTTCCAGAGTTAATTTGGGGAACTCAGGAGTACCCAAGGCCGACTTTCATCAGTGCATCAGTCCCACCTGAAATGCAAGAGAAGCTGGTGGAATTGTTGAAGAAGTACAGAGATTGCTTTGCTTGGAGCTATAGTGAAATGCCCGGGCTGGATCCAGCAGTCGCTGTCCACAAATTGAAAAATAGAAAAAGAAATGAAGCCTGTCAAGCAAGGTCCTCGCTTTCTCGCTCTACACGTTAGTAGTTACTCGTTCGGTTAAGAAGGAGTTTGATTCCAGTTTGCGGCGAGGATACCGTTTCTCTACACTACCCTTCTTTTGTTCTAGCAGCTTTTTTAGCTTCAGCCGAAGTATGAACTTATTTTGATGCTTGCTCGCTACCGCCAACCAAACTTTCTATTACTTCGCCGGTCATAGACCTCGTGGTGAAATCTTCTAACTCACATGATCAATAAATTAAGATGCTCTCACTACTGTGGATTCCCCGGCAGCATTTCATAGTTTATTTCATTAGTGAAAAGTGATGTTCAGGTCGACCACTTAGTAATTAGGCTACAAAATCTTTTAGTAATTCGGGTAGATAAGTAAGCTCATTATTTTCTCTTGCCCTTACTCGAAATTCATAGGGCTCGCCCTCTTACTTAATATTACGTGTTTCAGTCAAGACTTAAGACCTCGAGGATCCAATGGGATCTTAGAATCAGCAAGCAAAGCATACCTTGCATTTGGCTTTGCAATACCACTTATCGAACGACTAACCATACCTTTGGTAGATACAACTTCTTTGACTGACTGGTAGGTACCACTTCTTTGAAAAGCGAGGAGGGAAGCGTAGATACCGTTATTCAAGGTCGGGGCACAAGCGGCGAGGGCGGCTGCTTGGAAAGCCTGGGAACCATCGAAGTCACGAATTATCTGGCTTTCCCTAGAGGAAGATTCACTTTTCAGAGCGTCTATCTCGGCATTCCGATCCGCTAAAGCCTTCTTCACGACGGGCAAGTCCTGCTCTAGGGTAATCACCCTCTCCTGCTCCTTCTGCAAAGCAAGATGGCTAACAGTTAGATTCTGCTGAGCCTCGGTTAGCTTCTTCTGCGAATCCATTTTCGTTTCTCTTTATGGTTCTCAGCCATCCCGTCCCGCGTGAATTCTATGCCATAGAGCCAGCAGCAAGCGGGAAAGTTTTTCAAATGTTTGGTCTTCAAAAGCAGTTTGATTTCCCCTTTCCAGCTTAGTCCTTTCGCAAGAGTATCCGCTAGTGGAACCACATCCAGTAAACGACCTCTGGTAAGTCAAAAGGTAAGTCAAATAGGTATGCCTGGGGAAGCATAGATCACGGTATATGCGTAATAGGAGGAGTATTTCAAAGAAGAGCTTGACGGGATGTCTAGCCAAGTCAAGAATAGGTTGATTAGGACTAGCTTAGCACTAGCTTTCTTTATGATCTGTTTTTAAGCTCCAGACCGCAAGTGGGACTTCAAAAATAAACTGTTCCCTTACCGAGGCCCCGATGCCTTCCGAACTATCCCTACTCTTTTATTTCAGTGCCTCCCCCTCTTTGTTTACCAATCCAATCTATACTATATATTTGGACTACGAGGTCAGGTTTTCCAGCCATGGAATAAAGTGCGATTTCCGATCGAATCGTAAAATCGGGTCTTGAATTGATCACTGCTTGCTTTCACCGCGTTAGGAAAAAGAGGAGATTCTTTTTTTTTTATTCTAATTGTAGTTGGGATTTGGGAGGAGAATTGAATCGGAGAACATGGCGTGGACTGGCAGCAGCCCCGCAGCTGAGGCTACTGGGTGGGTTTTTTCATATCATTCTTTAACCATTATTCCGTGTCGTGATCCGCATGGGAGCCCAGAACCATTAGGCCATCAGTCTGTTATTGCTTATATTCACACCACACGGGCTAATTAAATTGATGAAATGGATTTATTCTATTCTGAAGAATAGAGTACAATCAATTAGTGGACGCCCACACTACATACGATATTAATTCTTTTGGATTGGTTTTCCTGGCCTGCCTTTTCATCATTTTGTCAAACAGATTCTTATTTGTTTTTGCACCTCCATTAGAGAGAAGGGATTTTGAACTGATTTGATCTTTTCTAACTAAGTCTAGAAGTCACAGACGAAGGCTACGGAAATGCAGATAAGACCTCGACAAGCGAGATATCCTTTAATGTCATAATTCAGCCAGGCTATACTATAAGCGGATAGCTGCTCTTAATACTTCTATCTTACGTAAGAAACTACAAAGCAAGTAACAAATCTTATAACTAGCTGTGATTCTGCTAACTAGGAAGCAAAAGCGGATACTAATACCACTTACTAATAGTAATTAAACGATAAAGCAATTCACTGCCTCAAGGTATGATATAACGAATGAAACTCTCATCAAGGATTGACTATAAAAAAGAGTTTCTTCTTGCCTAAAAGCTTCTGCTATCGCATTCTGGTACCAGTGGATAGAATGGGTTATTTATACTCATTGAGAGGAATGATAAAGTGAGCTCGGTAGCATTCTTTCTTATTAGGTTTCATAAGAAAAGAGGTTATTTAGAGTGGGCAAGTTTCTTTTACTAGCCCGGGCTGGATATATTCATCTGCTCTTGGTGCTTATCCTGTAATGTAGTAATCTCCTTGTTTCCACATCTCCTTTGCCTATAAGTTCAACGAAAAAGTTCGTCAAGTCACGTTGTCCAAACCTCAGTCTTTCAGCGCCAGTGTCAAAACGGATACTATTGTGTTAAAGAAAACAGATCATAGTTCGAAGTAAACTATTATTCAACCTTTGTATTTAACCTTGGTCATGTGCGTACAAACAGCGCTTCTAGTGCAATGACTCCTGTCGATGCTTACGAGGCAAAGCAGCACAACCTCTATTGAAGGGTAACGCTTACATACATGAAAAGCTACATGCCTAGCCTAACACAGAGAGATGAATTTATCTATGGCGAATTAGGTACGTTATTCTCGGCCTTCTGCACTCGGTTAGGAGTTCCTCCCTCGTTAGGCAAAACAGCACAACACCTTATTTATTGAAGGGAGTATAGCAAGCAAGGGCGTAAGTAACATGCTGTCGTTACTTGTTAGGCACCAGCCTTGACTCGATTAGCTACATTCCATGCTTAGCACAGAGCATCTATCAAACAAAGAAAGATGAATCTAGCAATTCCTTCCTTTCTCTCAACGAGGCAACAGCGGACGGAGTGAGTGGAACAGCAGCAGCAACAGTGCGTGATTTCCACGCTGCCAGAGGCAACTGCTTTCTTTCTTTACACCTGCTTATCTTCTTTAGTTGATTGATTGCATTTGGCTCCCAGTGACTACGGGTGTAGAACCAATGTGCGTGCCTTAGCTTCGGTATTTTCACCTGCCGATTCTATTGCACCTGCTTTCTTTGTCACCAGCTTACTTTATTTCTCTTAGTAGTTGATTTGATTGCGCTTTCCTGTGAGTAATTATTTTCTCTTCGGGAGAGCGGGAGAGTAAGAAAGGCAAGCATCCAACAACAGTGCCTTCTCGTCGGTCAGTAGATTCATCTTATCAAGTAGCGTTCGATTCGCAACAAACAGCGCAACGAGTAAGGTACTAAATTGCTTTCCAAGCTGCCTGCCTGCCAGGGAGGGGCGATTCGCTATCAAGTAAAAAGTGAGGTATAGAAGTACGCTATTTCCTTAAAACACACTTAGAGATGCATCTAGCAAGTCAAGTCCGGGCCAATTCGTTATTTATTTCCATGTGCAACAGTGCGTGACTGAAATGCGGTAGGTAGCAAAACAGCGATTCTATTCTAGTGCAATGACTCCTTCTTGTCGATCGATGCGGGAAGTACGTACTAAATTTCCTTCCATGCGATTTCTGTACTAGTTGGGCGAAACAGTTCATACGCTACATCCTTCCTTTGTGTACCAAGATATTTTTTGCACAGCCTTTAGGTTCTATCCAATAGCTTGTTGGAGCTAGGAAGATACCCTCCTTCAAGGAATACTCTAATGTAAAAATTACCAATCTCATTCTGAGAAACAACATTTGATGGGATAGGATTTTGAAGAACAACTGAATCCGTATCTGTGCAGAAACAATCATCTCTGCTTATATAAGGATACATATTTCTCCTTGCATTAGCAGTAATGGCAGCTGCTATTTGAACAGCTGCGTTACGGACTCCAATCCTCATATTTTATTGTATTAAACAGAGAGGTACATACAAAACGGTTGAAACCTAAATATTTACTAGATGAAAATCCCTCGTAATTAACCAACTCATTGTATCTTGTTTCATCGCAGATTTCAGTAATAGAACTCTTTGGGCCAAGAGTATGGATACCAACCCAGGGCAAAGGTATGACCTTGGCTGTCTAAGTGAGCCTAAGATATAGCCAATTCTATTCAGTGCGTAAGCTTACCAAAGGAAGAGGAAACCCAAAGAAATAGAGTCTAAGAAGAAAGAAGAAGAGTTTGCCTCTCCCAAAAAGCAAGGGCTTTATGGCTCAAATCCACTAGGCACAACGCTTGCTATCTAGCTCACAACTAGGGCCCGGTGAACTAAGCCAGCTCCAGCAATTTCTTTGTCCTGCCTCCGGTATCCCTGAGAAGTAGCATCCACTTGTGCGGGAACAGTGAACCCTGAGTCTTCTGGTCATGTGATGAGTGGACCAATTGCTCTCCCGTCCTTCTTACCCAACTCTTTTTTATAATCCAAGTACCAAATGTGACGACTTTCTATGCGCGTGTGAAGCAAATGATCAAAAATATGCCTACACACGTAGATGCACTTCGTTGACTAGTGAAGAGAGGAAACCCGTGGGACTAAGGTTTCCACTGGGGTTGCTCATCTGGGTAGCACGCACTATGTTTAGATTAATGTGGTACTTGAAGGAAGGGTAAGAGCCACTACTGCGGGCTCTCAGTTTGCTAGCTTCTTGTAAGCTAAGAATTTTTATCACAGGATCAACCACCTACATGCAAAGGAGTGTGAAATGAAAAAGTAGATCCAGTCCAATCCAATCCAAGTATGATTGGAGCAAGAAACCAAGAGTATTTGATAAAATCTACCTAGAGCTGGTAAGTCTTGGATAAGAATCTCATAATCACTTTCAATGTGTGTTTTTTAAAAACAATACGAATTGACTTTACCAGCAGATTCCATTGGTATGTACCTTAACTATACCAACAACAGCAAGAACTGCTACGGCGCGGAAGTTGGGTGCACAACCTTGTAGTTGGATTTATGGTACCTGACTATAGTGGTTAAGAACCAAACCAGGTAATATACCTGTAAGGTAAATCTAGGTCCGATTGGTGCAATAAGCTAATCCTATATTCATCCTGCATATAACTCAAAGTCACTATACCAAAGCAGTAACATAGTTGGGTAGTATTCCGCAACATGCTTTACTGGTTCCCCCTACCCCATTCCTACCTTTCCTTTTGACGTCCCTAGCTTTACTTGTATGGTGCCTCTAAAAGTAAGAGACGATGAGGTAGTCGGGATGTTGCTTAGGCAGGTGTTCCTAGGAGATTCAATAGAGGTTGTGGTTCAAAGTAGTATTAAGAAAACACAGTAAAAAGGACTGGAGAATACGAAAAATAAATTTTATAGAACAGTCAATACATAAGTTCTCATTTTTTTGTTTTTTGAAACCAAGACATAACAGTGATGGAATATAAAAAAAGCAAATTACACCCATCCTGAAAAGAGATTTAGAGATTAACTTACCTAAGAACATGAGCTGATAGTTGACGTGTAATTGCAACCCGCCACGTGTGGTAAGAATTAATTAACAACCGGTGGCTCTCTGCATTTTTTATTAAACCCGCTAGACCTTGTTTCGTGCCCTGACAGGCCTATGATAGTATACTTCTTTGGCAGCCAAAACACCATGGTTCGGTGGAAACATTCGAAATAATTCCTCTCTAAGGCATGGGAATTTATCCTTCCTTTGAACTGGAAATATCGGACCATAACATTCTCATTTCTGCTGTTGAAATATCGGCTTGTTTGTTTATATTGCTTTTCTTTTTACTGCATTATCAACTGGAGTTAATGAATCCCCGAAGTAAAAGAGAGTTTATTTCAATCGAGTTGTCTTATTCTCTATCGTTTGATTCCTAACTCACTTCTTCTTAGACTGCTTAGAACTGAAATACTTGTGTTGAACAAAGGACTGAGACTTATTCTTTGCACTCCAAGACTGGGATTGAACAAACGAATGTAGCTTGCTGGCCAATTCAACAATGAGGGAATCAGTTCCTGAAGTAGCACATGGAAGGGATATTCTTACAACAATTCCCATTTTTATTATGAAAGAGCACAACTTCTTACCATTGAAGAATCCGCCTCGTCCAAGCCTGAAGATGGTTCTTTTCTCCGGCGTGTTGCTATATACTGGCGGCGGCGCCCGTCCTTTACCAGCCTGTTTACAACCAATAGTTGTCTAATTATAGACCAGATCGAGTATATACAGTCTATACAGACCTTTCCTTATTGACGACATCCACTAAGAAAAACAAAGGTTTCTTTCTGACGTATAAAAAATCTCACTAACCACATGTGACTCCTCAGCATGGACTTCAGGCGTTGTGTCGGTTGGCCTTTTCGTTGCTAAGAATCTGCGGCATTGAGGTGGGGTCTGCTGGGAAGCCATATTCAATTTTTAATGTTGATCAAACAAATGGCAGCACATATATTATTAAAAGTACACCATCGACTGTAATAACAAGAATGGCCAAGGTAGGCTTCGTACAAGGAATTCTATCATGTCCCGAAGAAATTACATGTACTAAAATAGGAAACCCGTCAGAAATGAAAAACTGAAGAAGACAAATGACACATTTTTGGGTGACGATGGGAGCAAAACTAGTTATCCTTGCTTTGTAACATTTAAGAACGTAGACTTAACAATACCGTGGTGTTAGGGGGCATGCTTTATTTTCTATTAGGTTTTCGCGGCATGGCATATTACAAGTAGAACATCAACCTACCGTCTTTGTCCTTGATATTCAACTCCAAAAATAACGACGTTTCACTTTCCTTAGTAGTTGCATGGCGATTTCCATCATTGGGCGGCCCCCCTTAAAGGCTTTCCCTTAATATCCCCTTCTGGCCCCACTAATGGAAGTTCCGGGCTAGCCAATTGCTTGTATATTATTAAGCCGTGACACATGGCAGAGGGGGTGGTCTACCTTGCAGGCAATTGAAACTTTTAAGCTGCCGCTGCGCGCCTCGCTACGCGCCTCTGTTTTTCTATGAGTTATAGTAAATATATATTATCTTAGTCAGCGGAGTCGTTATGGTTCCTCCCGGGACGGGAATAATGAACCCAGGAAGAAAGAATTCTACTTATTATGGCCGGGCCCCTCAAACGAGCTCTAACACTACAGGCAAGGGGCTAAAGAGTAACAGTAGGAAAGGCTAATCCACTTCTTCGTAAAGCTGTTAATCCCTTCAAGCAAGATAAATGGGTGTCCTTTCTTCTACGACGAGGGCATGCCCGAGTGAATACTTTCTGGAATCTGTGAATAACTCCACCATGAATTTTTAACAGAGTTGCGCCGGGTTACACAATATGAGATTAGGTATTCACCTGTCTCTCGCTCTCATAAGTATCATACCTTTACCCATCAAAAAGACTCCAACTTGAAAAGATCACACTTAGAACACGGGAATGGAATTGCTCGACTGTTAAAAAGTAAGGCCGCGGCAGGCCGCTTCTTTGTTCGTAGGAACTGAAGTGAGAAGATAAAGAAGTGAAAGAATCCTTGTGGGAAGGAAAGTCCGGGAAGTGGGCCACACGCTCTATTTCCGATATGCCATAGGTTTCGCTTCGCGCCTCAAATGCGCAAAAACATTTGAGCTCAAAGCTGAATGAAGATTGAAAGTCCCTCTTCATAGCTTGATTCGTGGATTAAGATAAATTGTTTAAGCTTACCAGAATCCGGAACTACGACCTAACTAAAGCGTTTTTACTTATCGAAATGGCTCAATTCAAAAAGAAGTCTTCCCATTTGGATTTACCATTTACGAGTGCGCTTACCAAAGTTGAGGATGGTATAGAAAGTAATGATGATGGAATTATTAACCTTTTTTGGAATGATGAGATTGCGGGTGGCAGCTTGTCAGAAGGCTTCCCTTTTGCAAGTAAGTCAGACTTGACGGTGTACCGGAAGCGGGAGGCACACGGCTCCCTCTATAAAGCGGGATACCGAGCGGGTCAAGAATGAGAGTAAGTAGAGAGTAGAACTTAATAAAACTATGCAAGTGAAGTATAAAACGAAGAAAGCTCGAAGAGAAAGTAGGTTCTCAAGCAATTGTTGACGACAATAGTAGTTTGAAAAAGTAGTCTTCTTTGTCCTAGCTTCTGCCTAGGCTAGTGGAAATCGTTTACGGCAATAGTGAGTGAGTTGTAGCGAAAGAAGTTGCAGAAGAACTGAGCATCAATCTTTCTTCTTAGCAGGCTAGGTGATTTTTATAGAAAATAAGAATAATCAAATTCTTTGAAACTCTTGCAAGTAGTGGAGTTGAATAAGCTTCTTTGCTCAATAACTTATTAGCTTCTTCGCCTCGCTGCGCGCCTAATAGAGCGTTAACTAAGTCTATCATCTATCGAACTAGCTATCTCAAAGCATAATATGGTTAATGGCAAAATTGCGTGTGCATCAGGACCTTGCAGGCTGCGTTAGAGCCTTCACGTTGGCTGCATCAGAGCCTTGGCAAACATTGGACTTAGGATATGTTGTCCCTGCATGGTAATCAGCCATGAAAGTATCGCGAGCGTAGCAAATGTCTTTACTTACAGTATCAGTCTTTTCTAAAGATGAATTACAAAAAGAGCAAATCTATCGACTGTGCATCCAAATATTTTCAAGTGAGATAGAGATACCTTTTTACCCGACCACTTCTCTTCAGGCAACTCGAATTCTAAGGCCACCGAGGGACTTCGGTTAATGAGATAAGCTGCCGTGTTGATAGCCTCTGCCCAAAACATCTTAGGCAGACCAGCGTTCGCATTGCCCTAGCGCGCTCATTGAGGGTTCGGTTCATCCTCGGTGAAAAGGGACTGTGAACGTAGTGAAAATGAGGCCTCTTCTTATCAGAAACCCGGACTTGTATGAACTTTTTACGGCGAGAATCCTGAATGGTATTAGAGTTTCAAGTTTTGTAGGTCAAAGGCTTATCCAGGTATGCTGCAAACCCTGCAACTTCGGTTAGAAGTTTCATAAGGGTCGGTTTTCATCCCAAAAGCTGTAGAATGCTGATGCTACCTTGTCAGGCTCGTTCTTCTTTATTAAGGAGGACTATGCACTTAGGCGATAGAAGAACTATGTAGTGTCTTACCTTAGACCTAACGCATATATATCATTTTGACTAGCTTACGAGTTCGTTTTGCAGCTACTACCTCGCCTAGTGGAGAGGAGACTCCAATGACTTTTTCAAGAATGAACCTAGTTCACCAATTAAAGAGGAGTAAAGATCACGTAGAGTTTCTCACTTCCTATAAAATTAGTTCTTTCAGCTAAATCTGAATCGAAAAGGAAATAGCTCCTGATTTGGTAAGCACTCGATGAAGCATCCATGCTTATAGGTATTTCATTTTATGTTTTATCGTTATCTACACGTATTGATATTACAGGTGATATGAACTGAAAGGGCTTGCCTCTACTGCAAGTTGAATTAAAGCCGATTGGGACATAGGATTATCCATAAAGCTACAAGGGTCTAAGATCCAATTATACGAAGCTTCCGCACTAGTGGGAGTCTTGTAATGTGAGTAGGCAGAGCACGCAAGGGCTTTTCGCATCTTGTCCAGGTCAGATTCGTTAGATATTTCACCCAGCGAGTAACGTATAATGTGTAGAGTTCAAAGGCGAGTAACTACTAATGTTACGAACGAAAAGCTTCAAATCTATCCCTTCCCTCCTAAAGGGTACCCACTGATTTGCCCAATCTCTGGTTACTGGTGCATACTGATTGAGCCAATCTAACCCCATAATTCAATAAGCAAAATTCATTTCTAATAGTCTCAGATCCCCATGAAACGCTGACGCCCCTGTATTGAATAGTTTCAAGCCATACACTTTTCATCAGTTACCATTCTATGTCCACTTGCCCCCATTACTATTAGAGGAGAAGTTTGAACAATTTGACAATCTTGCCCTTGTACAAGTCCGCTGGATCTGACATCGAATGATGTCGTCACTAAGTCAAAGTCCGCTGCTTAAATCGAACACAGTAATTTTATCTTTTAATATAATCTCTAATTGTGTATTTCTTGGTGAATTCTTGGCTAACTCATTTTTATTGCTAAGCAACAGCTTGGCATTAGGTAAATTACCGGGGCCCCTGTTTATTCGCTCTCTAATACTAAGTTGACTGGCCCTAGCTTCACTGGTTTTGAGTTTTGACTGTTGCATGCTTACTTTTTAGCTTCAATTGGAGTAATTTCACAATGCTCTGATGTCGAGGAACAGGATGAAAGGCTATTTCGATAGATTCGATTTTGTAAGTAGAAAGGAAATATCTTCTAGCCAAAGCACAGAGAGATTCTTTCTTCGACATAACGAAGTTGGTCATAACCACAGAAATCATCAAAGGATGGAACATATGAGACTAGCGATTGCTTGGGCCAAGCACTTCTTGAGTTGGAGGAAAGGTTTAATAATATTTTCTTTAATTGTTAAAAATATCTTATGAATGTATACATCTGCTCATTATCTTCTAATTTGACCATCTATTTGGATATAGGAAATGTTGCTTGGCATAAAGTGGAGTTGAACCGGGTGCCTGGCCTGCCTTGTCAGCACGGTGATTCTCTGGACTGTGCACTGTTCATGGTAAGATATGCACTCTCCATTGTCACTGGTGATGAATTCCATTTCTGCCAGGTAATTTGGCCTAGAATCTGTCACATGCAGTTTGAACAAATAGTGTACCATATTCATGATATGTTAACATTCCAAAATGTAGCTGATGCTTATTAGGATGACGTTCAGAAATACCGTCCTATTGTTGCATATTATGTGCTTAGTTACTATGGAAATTGAGCTGCGTATAGGATCGGTGGTGGCTAGAGAAGGTGTACGGCGATAGGCACACTTTTTTTTTTACATAAGAGACTAACAGTATTTTACCTGTGGAAATTTAGCTTCTTGCTGTTTTGTTCTGTTTTCTTTTGGTTTCATATTATCCTCAGACTACTCATTTTTTTTCAATGTCAAAGAATGTTCTCACTGGAAGATTTATTATGTTCTTAATATCTTTTATATAATACCCTGCTTATATAGCTTCTCTCCAAACGTTCCATTTCATATGTCTATTTTATTTGTATTTCTTACTATTCATCAGTGTGCCCAAACCTGTCTTAGATAGCTATGTACCTATGTGAACAAACTGTGCATCTGTGCCCTTAGTACTGTGAATGTGTGTGCACAGGAGTTTTCATGTCATATCCAAAAATGCTTCACCATCAACGTGGCTATAACACAATCCATAACCTAGTAGATCACATTCACGTACGTAAGACTCAATGAGTCAAGGTCTGCCTGGGGTTGTCTTATATTATATTTAAAAACCCTAGTATAAATGAATCATAAAAATAGATGGGTCCGTCCTTCCAGGTCTCTTAAGGAAGAGCCGGGGCCATGCGAAGTCAAGCTCATCTTTGTACTTATCGTGACTTCTCTCTTTTCTGTCAGCTCCGATTTACATGAGTAAAAGGGCAAGTTTGAGTTGATTGATTGTCAAGATCTTCAAAACGAAATGAAGCCTTCATTCTACCCACTAACATGATATCTTCTATTATTTCAGTCGACATCTGGAGCAATTCTCTTTTTCAGTAGCATCAACTGTAGAAATTAATTAGGTTCAACTCCTTTTTATTAGAGCTAGATGTGATAAGGAGAGAAGCACTTCAACTTCACTAGCTGCAAGAGCGAGGGCCAGTGGGGGGAGACTAGATATTTAGTACTCCTCTAGAGGTCTTGGGTGATTCGCTCGTAAGCCCAACTCTTTCTCATTCAGAAAGTATAGCTCGAATGTCACGGAGAATTTCCTCCTTTATACCCGGGTACATCCGGTCAGAAGGTGCTAGGCTCATTGTTGGGGAGCAAGCCATATGATGCTGTAGCTTTAGCAGCAGCCGTAGCATTGTATCTCTGTCTAATAGCTTTCATTCGAGTATGTATTCTTTTAACGTGTGAATAGCAAAACTCATGCTAATTTAGGGGCGGGGGACTTTCATTCAATCTCTGCTTTCGGAACTCCCGAACTAGATGCCAGTGACCCTTGGCAACAGAGAGAAAAAGAAGAACAATGGATTTTTCTCTTGGTCAAAGTTGACTTACTTCCTTCACGGGGGACACTTGCCTGCTTTTCATTTTTCCCGGTAGGCCCTTCTGCTTACCTAGATAAAAACCTTCTTTCTCTTCGATCTGCCTCGAGCCGAGATCAGATCACCAAACGTAAGTGACGAAACCCTCTCACACACAAGTAGTAGAAAAAGACCATTCCTTCTGGGCCGATCAATTGGTTGGCTTACCCAAATCTTCTTCCGCCTAAGCTTGTTGCAGCGAAAAGTTCCAACCCTACTTACAGATTCGAACCGCTACGCGCCTCGTACTAGTGGAGAACTAATCCACTACGTCTCCCCCAAAAAGTAATTTCTCGGTGAGTAATTGAAGCTATGAAAGCCGTAGCCTTTGCGAGAACGCTTTCCAGGTTGCAGATTTTTCCCCGTTTCATTTCAGAAAATTCGTTTAAATATGCATTTTACATCTAGAAAATATCATTGGTACCGCGTGTCACACTTAAGCTACTTGTGCCGACCACGCCAGCTAACATAAATCTTTCTCTGATGGGAAAGGTTTGAGACAGCTCAATGGATTTAGATCTTTTCCTGTTAGTACCGAACTGGATGCATCACTTGCTTCCATGGGTTAGGGAGAGGGAGGAGTGAAAAAAATATTTACTTCAGTAGGGTGGGCTAGAGGCTATAAAGAAAAGAGCAATTTCTTTCGCTAACGCCCTTGAATAAAGGCCTTTTTTATTTGCTCTTGGTCCAGCCGAGTCAAGGTAAAGGACCATTATCCATCTTGTGATAAAGAAGCCAGCAAGCCAGTTCTTGAGCTCGTAGTTTCTCTCTTTTCAAACCTTGATGAAGTATATTATACATAAACATGTTGCGCGTTATCTTTCGGACAAGGTAGTTGAACTTCCACGAGGAACCAATGTCACTTGAAATGTGGCAAGGTAAATCCATTAGGCAACGAATAAGGATTAAGGATGAGTGTCTCAAGCAATCCTGTGAACAAGCCAACGAAGACGCATGTTTTGGAAAGCCTGTAGTCTTAATGCCAGTAATAGGGCTCGGTGTGATTTTTAGATTTAGAAAGAAGCTCCAGAGTAGTAATAAGTATTGGTTTGAAAAAAGCGGGCTAGGTTGGTCGTGACTCTTCCGCAAAAGCCTATTCCTAGTAGCTATCCCATACGCATATCTTGGAAACCACTACTCTCCGTGAATAAAGCCGTGTTTCGTTACGCTTGGCGCCCAAGTGTTTGAATTCTTCCCACGTGCTTGAATTCCAATTGGAAACAGCGTCTCTTACTGGCAGTGAGCAACTACGGCATGTTGCGAACAAAGGACACATTATACGTGACTCACTGGGATCAAAGGAGAGATTGAGCTCTCGCGGTTTACCGGGAGAAGGTTCTGCTGAGTTTCATGGTACACTTTTCAAGGAAAGAAGATAGTCTATGCCTTTCTCCGACTCATGCTGCTTTTGGATACTAAGCCCATCAGAAAGGTAGAAAATACAAATGGTAAATTTGCTAGAGCTTCTGAGAAGATGCGGGTCACTTACTCTAAGAGAAGGAGTGAAGCCTGTAGGTAAACTGAGTGCTTCTCGCTCAACTCCTGTCGTTTCACTTCCGGCTTTTTCTGTAGCAGTGGTTGGTTGGGTGGGTGAAAGTGAAAGTGGCAAAAAAGATATGAGTGAGTACCTTCCCAGCTTTAGACTTGTCCCTTTTAATATTAGGTAGGGGTTGGTGCTTTTTCTCAAAGCGAAGAGACTGAACTTAGTAGGCAGGAGAGCTACCTCAACTTAAATGGCTGAAATACTCATAGTAGTAAAAGAGTAGGACAATAGAAATGAATTCAATTCGTTACATGCGCATGCCTCGCACCATTAGACTTTTCCTCAATAGTAGAGGGGTAGTCAGTCCCTGTACCGGTATCGAACTCTAAGACATGAAAACAGAAAACACATACCTAGTGTTAAGTTAAGTACTCCCAAGCCTTATTTAATACGTTGCTTCTTGCTTCACTTCTGCATCTTCCGGTAGAGAGTTACCGAGGTGACCTGCTGCTTCCCAATCCTAAGTCTTCACTCCCCTAGTAAAACTTACCTACTGTATCTAGTCCTACCAACTCTATTAAGGAATACCGGCCTCTTTTCTATCAACAACTCATCTTAGAGTAGCTTACCCATAAAAAACTCCTACTGCCTATCTTACCTACCCAGATCTACTTGACCTAGTGATCCCTAGCCATACTTTATACCCAAGAAAAGCAATGACATATTATCTCGACTACTTTACTTTCCGTGAAAGCCTATACTTATTCTACAGAATACTAATGCTTGCATACATGAATACCTATAGCCTCCGGAGCTTAGCCATATTCTTCAGCTTGCTTGAGGGAAACTACAGCCTCTGTTCTTTTTATTCTTGCTTTCGCCTATGAGTGAGCTTACTTAGTTTACCTATTAATGATTACTTAGAATCCCGCACTATTATCAAGCCTTCCTTCGACTAAAGCAGATCAGTACGAAGCCCTACTTGCAAGCTAGTTCTTCTTTTGTTCCGGGGAAGGAAAGAGCGCGCAATGCAATTTATTTAATGAAGCCAGCATAGGAAAAAGAAACTCCCATTAGAGCAGTTTAAACCGTGTAAACGAGATTTTCTGATGCCAATCAGTCTGTTCGGGCTCATGCCCCGGTCAGGGAAGACAAAAGAAAGGCGCGTAGCGACTGAAATCACAGTCTCCGGTCTATGGTCCAATTCCCCGTGAAGTCCAGTTTATAGAAGCCACAGAGGCTCTTTTTCTTTCTCCTCAAGGCTTACTTGGCATCGGGCGCTCTTACTGCTCGGCGTGGAAGACCGAAGATAAAGTCATCAGCATAGCGTGTGTAATAGACCCTAACTGGCGCTGAAACAGCCTCTGAGCACTTCGTTAGGCACGCGTACTGAGATGTAGAGATCCAACTCCTTGAAGCACATATCGAATTGGTGAAGAAAGAAAATCACCAGCACGGGCGAGACTGGGTGTATAAAGTCATTGACAAGGAGAAGAAGCCGCTTCTGTAAGGGGATTCCCACGAGTCAATCTATGCGGAAATGCAATATGTTCTTTTCCCTCTACTCTCTAAAGCAAGCCACTGAGCTCTGTCAGGTCAGGTAACATAAGACTAGCTAGCAAATGCGATACAAATCTATGCACCAACGATTCGCACTTCAAATCTTAGATGTATGTGAACAGGAATGGAGGGAGCCTGCCTATTAAGCTTTCTATTCCATTTCGTGGAAATGCATGCCAGGGAGCACACTCACACTTTGGTCCCCTTATAGGAAAAAGAATCTTGCAGGTAGCACTGGTCGTACGGTCCATTTCTCAACCCGTTAATAATAAACTGATACCCAGCCCGACTAAGCACTTCCCACTCCCTCTTGGACTACAACCCACCCAATCTATAAATGACATAATTGGCTGCCTGCGTAGTGAATTCCTCATGAAAAAGACCCACGCGGTGTATATGTATGTTAAGGCAGTACTTTACTTGCTGCAAAGAGAGTGCGTGGCAAATAAAATATACGCCAGGATGGAGATGGGTGACTAGTGAAATGGATCTCTTGAACTAAGAAAACCCAAACTCTAAGCAGCAGTAATGTTTACCTTTTATCGCATTCAAGCTAACTAAGGCTGTTATCGAAGTAAAACTCGCGCCTGCCCAAGGAAAAGAAATGGTGCGTTCAAGACATATCACCCAAAAGCTAGATCACGTTAATAAACTAACCCAAACCATACATGTAAAGATGCCCAATACTCGCCCTTCCGGAGAAGCCGTAAAGAAAGGTCTTGAAGTGGCTGGCACAAGTACTCTCTTTATTTTATGATCTAGACAACCAAGCTTAAAAGATAATATCCAATCATGTTACTTTGATAGCATCGATTCACGAGAAAGGAATGAGGTAAAGAGGCAGGAGAGCCCAAAGGAAGACAAACCAAATGAATGAGTCCACGCCTCATGTTTAGCATCTCGCACATATTTGTACCATAGCGCCTACCATTAGATACAGAAGTCGAGAGATAAGTTGGAACTGCAGCCGTGTTTGTTGTCAACGCAACGGTCCAATATAGATAGAAAGCTTTTTGAGCCAGCTCACAAGAAAGAAGTTAGAGATAGGGGAAAGCGGGCAAGCAACATGTGGATTAACACCAAATACGTAATGTACTTCCGTTTGAGAGCATGTCAGTGAACTTAGTTTCTAATGGGTAGCATGACTCCATTCCATATAGGGTTCATTCACGTTTTGCCTCACTGCGTTCCTGCCTTGTTCATTTTGAGGTGTCAGTAGTACTACACGTACTTTTTCACACTTGGTTTAGTTAATTATGATCCGGCGTCTGTTTCCGTGTTCAGTCGCTAGCGGCGTATGTTGCTGTGATTGATTGTTCGAAGCGTCGGGGCATTTTTAGTACTCCGGGTTCTGTTCCATGTGAGTTGTTGGGCCGTCGACCTGGAGATCGCATTCCTATCGTGTCGGCCTTGCAGGCTAGGCACCTTTTAGAAAGGGGGTGTGTCGGGTATCTTGCGACAATCATATCTCATGCAGCCACCACTGTAGATGTTTCATCTATCCCGATCGTATCAGAGTTTGCTGACGTGTTCCCGGATGAGCTACCGGGGTGACCTCCAGAGAGAGAGATCGAGTTCTTTCTGCATTGAGCTTCAGTCGGGCATGGCACCCATCTCAGGAGCACCATATCGTATGGCTCCCGCAGAATTGAAGGCGCGCTAGCGATTCAACTTGACGAGTTGCTAGAGAAAGGGCGAAGGGAAATCGAATCCAAAAACAAAATTGAAACACGCGCCAGGAAGAAACAATCAGCTTCACCTGGTTCTGCCGAACTCCCTGTTAACTACTAGACTAGGCATTTGTATATTCGGCAACTATCTCCGCAGATTGGATTTTGATAACCGTCTTGCCACTTACTTATCAGAATTCAAATCCTTCATTCGGGCACCAACAAGAAGTTCTAGCTAAAGCATAACTGAGGAACAACCCATATGCTTTAACACCAATATCATATTGAATCCGCGAAAGGCAACGAAGAGGTGGTATCCATCTAATTAGTAAGGCATAAGGCTATAAAAGGCAAATGAGCTGCTCTTAGTAAAGGAGCTTTCTTTGGTAGAGCTAACATAGATAGAGGGATTTCTTTATCTCCGCCTTTCTATCTCTATGCCAAGAAAGTACGCCTGCTCTTTGATGAAGTTAGGGCAAAGCTGGCCGCCGAGAACGAAGGGAAAGATTAGGTTTTCAATCTATTTTCACCATTTGGAATAAGAGAGATAAGACTCGTGCGCATAATAGACTTGATCATAGTATTTTGTGCTGCTTTGGGAGTGACCCACACAGTAGAAAGTTCTAGCGGTGCTTGCGAATGCTTTGTAACATTCCAAGAATATGTTCAAAATCATTGAAAGTATATATATGGAAAAAAAACCTCTGCCACTGGCACTTTCTAGGACTTCGTTCCTGTGGTTGGTATCTGTGGAGGTTCGTCTTTCCGGTAGTGCCCAGGTTTCGGATGTTTGCTTGCTTTCTTTTCCGTTCCAATATTCCCTCGTCCGTTCCGTGTGCTTCAGTATTTGCTTCCTTTCAACTGATTCTTATTCTTAATCTGGGAATGATGTTGCTTAAGTGACTCTTACTCTGTTATATTATGTCATGTCCCGACATATGTCTTTGATGGGCAACGTAAGAAGGTTGCTTTCGTTCAACAGAGGGAAGCGGAGCTTTCCAATTCCTCTATTAATGCATTGATCCTGATCATTACGAATCCGCTCTGAGCCTTCTGCAGGATGAGATCCGCTTGGTCTTGTGATAGGGGCTTCTATTCTAGACGATTCGATTCGGCGGGAAATCTTAAAGAAGAGGCGCGGGCTCACGCACTCCAATCTTCAAGGTAATTCTGGCAGTAAGGAAAGAAATTGCCCAAAACCAGGAATTTAGCTAGGCAGGTAAGATGTTGCCAATCAGTCTAGGAATTACTGTTACATCGTTTCCTCTCCCACTTAGGACAATATATGAAATGCTCGGGCTCTCCGATTCCATTTAAAAGCTAGGAAAAGCCGCTAGGTAAGCACTCTCAGAGTGAAAATCCTTCCTGTCTGTACAAGCAAATGCACCCTCCAGGTAAGAACTCTGCTCGCTCTGACCCAATTAAAAAGTACACACTCCGGCTTAGCCTTCCCAGTTGTAGGAGAAAGAAAAGCCTGGTAACGTAACTTATTTTTGCTAAAGAATCTCTATTCGAGTAGCTAAATCTCTATATTCTATATCGTTTCCGTCCTGCTTATATTCCTTCACCTCACCCACTCCAAGGTTTGTTTTTGAGAAGAAAGAGGCGACTGAGCCCTACCTAGGTTTGCTATTTCCCGGATGCACTAAAGACAGCTTAATAGCTGCTTCTTCCACTTATCTTTCGGCTTTTTGTTCACTCTCGCGCGGGTTACTTTTATTCTTCCAGCCCTAAGGAAAAAACCCAATCCCACTTAGCTGACCAAGTTAATAGTCTTGACTGGAGGAAGATTTTAGATACTAGGCCTAGCAGTTTTCTCTCTTCAAAGGTATATGACTTTGAAGTATCAGTCCCACTACACAATAGTAGCTATTTCAACATGTCCACGGACATTTAACTTTACCGCCCATACAATTCAAGCGTGGGTGCCAGTTCATTGAATTTTAGTTTGTCCCTTTAAGCTCTTTTCAAGCCCCTTTCTCTTTTGCTTCTCTCTTCCTTGCTTCGCCCTTCTCTCTTTTTCTTTTCCTTCTTCTATGCCTTTGTGCCTTCTTGTTGGTATTGCCCGGGCAGTCTATCATCTTTGGGTGTGCACTTCTTGCTAATTAGAGTCCGTCAAGTTATGTATGGCCCGGTGGTCAGCAGAAAGGAGATATCAGCTTTATTGCGAAAGAAGGTGTTTTACAACTGCGTCGCTTTCTTACGGGTGTGCCGCACCGGCGCAACAGGCAGTGCCTTGGAAGTGTATGTATTGGATGCCAAAAGGAGACATCCCGAGTCGTACGAACAGAAACATGACTAAGGATGTCCTCAGACATGACGCAAGATGCAAACGAATTGGATTAAGATGAGGCGATGATGGCGATTGAATACGTGAAATCCTCAAAGAGTGAGTGTCTAAACTTATTTTAAGGCGCCACTGGCTGTTACTTTTCTTTATCCTCCCTCCATTAAGGGGGTCGTAAATGCCCTATTCTTTGCTAACTGACTATAGTGTTTCGTCGAGGCGACGGCCACCTGCTTACAACCAATCAACTTCTTTTACTGCTACTGCTGGCGTAAGTGGCATATTCAGGTGGGCAAACTTCTTTCTTTCGGAAATTAGAACCGCCATGCGGTAAGCAGTTGTAGCTTCAAAATCCCAGAATGCAGCCAATTGATCACACTGCAGTAGGAAACACGCTTCCCTGGCAAACGAGCTTTTAGGTAAAATTTGGTAGGTAAGACCCGGGAATCTTCGCTCCAGTGAGGCCTCTAATTCTTAAAAGGGGGGGGAGCCGATTGGAGTTCAAAAATCACATGTGTGAAATTCCAATTTCTACCCTGATCACCCTCAGCTATCCGCGTACACTCAAAAGGTGAACCAATCATATCTGCGAGTAATACGCCATTCAATTTTTTTGATAGAAATTTGTGGTCCCTTGAAATGATAGTACTTACTCTTTCTATCTTTACATACCTGCTGCTGTTGTTCTTCCTTGATCGGAAGCGTAACTGGAATCTTCCTATTATGATTGCTTGATTGGGGAATTCGGACTACTAGTTTGCCTTTTGGTCAGGGCCAATATTTCGAAATGAATTTGCCGTGATTCGCTTCGCGCCTTGCGTGGAATGGAAGTTTTTCTTTGCTTCCTTTCTTAATCACTGGACTTGCCATGGCTTAGAGCTCTAAAGCACCCGGGAAATGGCCATCAGATCTCAAACCGTTGCTTTCCTTTGAAGTGGATAGATTTTATTAACCCGTGGGCAATTATCTATTAGGAATCGGGCATGAAGACAGGAACATAAAGTGAAGTTGGATGATGGCATGTGTCTTCGGCCTAGGCTACGGGAATTCTTTGTGGATTGAGGTGAGGGTAGTGAGTTAGATATTAGACTGATCAATCGCCGGGTGTGCTCGTTGGAGATTCTTCTGCTTAACACATGTCGAACCTTCGTTATCTCCAGTAGCTTGTGTGTTTTGATCATATAATATTATATATATTTATTATTTTTTTTTTTTTTTTCTTTTATCTACTCTTTTTTTAGTGCATTCGCTCATCGACTTCCTTGGGCACATCATTTCGGCAGGGTCTGTCGTCCTCCTTCTTTAGAGTTCTCCCTCCTACTTACAAAAAGCTTCAAAAAAGAAGGATGTAGTAGAAAGAGTTCAGCTTTTTTTAATTACTTATTTATCTTAGATATACTATAAAAGTAAAGGTCTTAGAATATGTTCTTTTTCTATTACTAGCGCGTCAACTATATATTGCTCTTTCCCAAGATATATTATGATTTTGTCAAACACGGCTAAGCCCGAAAGATCCGAGAGTGAATTCGAGACATTATCTCAGAGATGAAAGAATAAAAGAGAGTGAAGTCACTTGTTTAAGTAAAGCAATCGTAGAGCTAGGAAAGAAGAGATCCGAAAAGAGTTTTCAATCAAGAGCGGATTGAACGACTGAACCACCTGGTCCTGAAGCGACTTTTTGCTAAACGCCCTCGCTACCCACTCCTTGCTTTCCCGCTTTCCAATCACTAGTTTAATTGCTTTCAGTAAGTGAGAACCTAGTAAGTAATGGGTTCTTCGGTCAATCGCAGTTCTTTCACTTGGTAAGTGTCTTTATCCTATTGGAGTATAGGCCCACATGCCAGGTGCTATAAAACTAAGAGTAAGAACCTCGGGTACAGTTTCTCAGGAAAGACAACTAGCTTAGGAAAGATAGCCAACTAGCTAGCTAAAGAAACGCCACTGGCTGCTTTGGACTGTGCTTAAGAGAAAGAAGAGAGTAGGCGCGTATAGAAATGGATCTTCTCCAATTAGTTACATTAACTTCCTTTTCTACTTTCACTAGCTGCTTCTCCAGGCGAATGTTTGCCTTTGGTTTCACTATCGGACGTTACGCTTGGTCGGCTCACTCTTACCTACCTAAAGGCTCTGCCTATACTTATTGGTTGGTCGGCTCGCTCTTTCCGCTTGCTGGCTCGCTCCAGATTCCAACAGTGGATTCTTCCACTTTATAGAGCTCAACTCTGCTTTTTGGCTCGTCAAACTGACGTTACACTTGCAAGCTAGATTATTCCCCGCCCCGGCAAGAAAGGCGAACTCTTTGAGTTCTAAAGGCTCGGCACTAAATACGAGTTTCTGCCCTAACTGAATCCCCTTGAATGTGATTCCTTGAAAGCGCTTTTTCACAGCTGCGTCAACGTTTTTCCATTGAAGCTTTTTCTTGAGCAAAAAAAGAGCGTGAGAAACACAGCCTACTTCTTTGACCTCATCTGCAATGACTATGCGTGAACATCTGAATAGCGCACCGACTTCATCGCTTCGCGCCTTTTCCTTTCTTTTTCATTGGGTTAAACTCGTAAATAGTTTCTTTTTTTCATTTCTGTTTTTTCGTAAATAGTGTTTTGATTCAACAGTGGAATCAGCGATTCGTGTCTAACTTGTGATCGAGAAGGCGTCGACCCAAAGTGCCCTACAATAGCGTCCCGAAATGGGTCCGTAGTGGCCGGACAACCGATTCGCCATAAGATCCCTTGTGGGATTCAGTACGCTGAGCTTCACATAGAGAGTCGAAAAAGTCAGAAATGCTATATGCTTAACACTTTCAAGTCGAACGTTTGTTTTTTGTTTCAATTTGATCATATATAGTGTATTTTGGTTGAAGTTGAGCGAATTTTGGATCATTCCATTCTTGATTTCGTTGGTAGAACCCACGCAATTAGCATCTGAACTCTCTGGACAGGATATCCAGCCTTTTTCACTCGTAACATTAGTAGTTACTCGCTGAGTTCAAAAACCAAAATATCTCACAAGAATAGTATGAGCGTGCTTTAGGTTTGATAAAGCTCAATCCGTTGCTTGTTGGGGATACATACTGAGTACTTTCCGATAGCGCCATAGAAATGACTATAAGGAACCAACGATTCTCCTCATCAAGAAAGATGAGCCCCCTATTAGTATGTATCTTAGGACTTTCTATTACGTTTTTAGTCACCGTTGTCGTTTTATCGATCTTATACGCGCGACCCTCTTCGACCTTTTCGTGTTTCCTGAATGAACTGGTTAAGGGGGGACTCCTTTCGATACTGAGCTGGGTACAGCTTTTGTTCACACTAGGTTTAGAGGGGTCGGGCGGTCCACTTTTAATGGATGCGGGAGGCGACGACCCCTCAGAAATTTCCTGGGGCGCCTTTCCTCCTATAGCGGACATCCCTCCGCTCGACGGCGATTCGGGTGCGGTGGATCAGCCCGCGCAGGGAGCGACTTCAGCAGCAGAACCGGGAGATGCGATGCGCCACACAGAAAATCCCCCTCGTGCTACACACGAAGCTTCCAATACAAGGGTCCTCTGGAGACTAATCCGAGAAAAAGAGCGCGCTCTATCCGAAGATTTTACGCTTTTTCGTAATGACCCTTTAATTGACGAATTTTGGGAACTGGACCCTTTAGACCCTGCTGAGGAAGAGCTTCACCACCCCGACCCAGACGTCCAATTTCACGCAGCTGTTCTTTCTGAACAAATAACAGACGCGTATATAAATAAATATAGAGAAATCTGGAGAAAAGCTAATTTGCCTGCTCCCAGCTCCTCCTCCGATCCAATGAAGCAGGTTTTTCGTACATTTATCTGTCGCCATGTCATCGATGAGATGAACCGCACCGGTAAAGAGCGGAATGTAATCTTGGGGGAAGTCCTTTGGGGCATAAGTAATTACGGGGCATCCGATTGCGTCTTTTGGAGAATTCTTAAAAAAATCCAAGAGAAGCAGGCGCATTCTTAGTGATAAAAGGCGGAAATGTGATAATTATTCACGGTCGAGTGACCGGTGAACTTCTCGAGATGCGACTGGAAGTTACATTAGGCGCAATTTAGCTTTAGTTTCCCTTGGAAAGACGAGAAGGGGTGGGTGTGTGGTGTAGTTTCTCTGTCTTCCTGGGAAGGCAAATAGAGAGTACGAGGCCGCCGTAGGGCAGACGGCGGGAAAGAGGAGTGGGTATGTGGGCCTCTTTCACTTGAGTTTTTTTGTTGTGCAATAGCTTACCAAGGAGATGCCCAACGCAGCAAAAGTAGAAACCAGAATTCCACTCTCGATATGCCAAGCGGATGCACAGAATTGCCTATTTACTCCGCTAACTTACTACCGGAGCCCCTAATGAGCTTTTAGGAAACTTATGACATTTACTTCCCTCTTTCCCCTATGGCCAATCTTCCTTTCGTCTACCATCCAACTTCAGATAACCGGAGTTACCCTCACGAAGGGATGACTTCATCTACTATACCGATTCCTTAGCCGGAATACCGATAGAAACAATAGAGGCGCGAAGCGATGCTTTTCTCTCAAAACTAGGGAGCGAATCTTACTGGAATGAACACACTGGTCACGGCCGACCATATCGGACTCATGCCCCCGACACTGGAATTATCCCAAGCTAATACCCGACTTACCACTACTTGGAAACCAGAGCAGCGCTTTACTACTTGGAAATGATAACGAGACAAAAGCTTATGCTGGGAAATTGGAATTTCGCTTGGAGCCCCTACCTTTTGACGGAGCCACCAAAACGCTATTTCCCTACTTCGTACATTTTATTTATCGGCCGCTTCCTTCGCACCTTTCCCATCCACACGGATAGTTGCCTACCCTAGAGCGGCACGATGATTCAGAAGAACCAGACAAGAGATAAAGAAGAAATAAGGGCTACAATAAACAGTCAACTGCATAAAAACTACACCCAGGCGACACATAATAAACTCATAGCATTGGAAACTGCTAGGCTATTTCCAGGGAAAGATGCTACCGACTAGTGGAATTCCTACGGGCTGCCAGGACCCGCAAGTTACCTACCCCCGATCTTCGAAACGAATAATTTCAAATAAGAAACCACCCCCGTCACAAAATACATCTTCATACACTTCTATCACCACACGTTGCCTTAGGGATCTTCTTCTTCTCCCATGGGCATGGTGTGTTAAGCATATAGCAAAATTCATTTACACTTTCAAATTACGTACTGTCTTGTCTCACTCTCTGGGAAAAATACTCACCAGAAAAAAGGTAACCTGATCCACTACAGTGGTTCACATTGGCCCCTCTTACTTTCTTTCCAAAAAGATTGATCCAGACAAGATGAAAGGCGGATTCACACTATTTATGAGAAATTGAAATAAAAAGGAAAAGCACATGCATGACCATTTGCAAGCAAATATGCCGTATTCTATTCTCACCTAGGATCACGACCTCCTCCTTTTAAGGTGTAGGGAATGGAGAGGGCCAGCTTGGACAGGATAAAAATTTAACCGTGCATGGTCGCGCGTAGCCATAGTATGTGTGCGTGTGTTCCATCTCACCTTCACACCACATTTTTAAGATATCTCTGTTGAATTATTGGTGTCATAAGGAATCGGAACCTCCTATTTGTCTAATTGCAGCCTAAATAGTTTGAGGCAATTTGCGAGTGGCTAAAAAGTGAAAGCAATTGCGTCCTACTTCTTCATCTATGCTCTCATGACCGTAATGTGAATTTTGACATAATATTGGTGAAAGTGAACTGAAGTGATGCATTTTTATATGAAGCAATTACGGGAAACTCCTTAAAGCAAGCACGCTCCATTCAGTGTATGACGTGAGGTATTGTCCTGGATAGTCAGATCTAATCTAATGATTTTGGCGGGCCCGCAAAGAAATGAATGGGCTTATCTCTTAAGATATGGCTCACGATGGAAAGGAAAAGAAAGACATATCAAAATGAAATTGTTCCAGAGATAAATATTAAGTGAGATCTTACCCAGTGAGTAACTACTAACGTTACGAACGAAAAGCCTCAATGACTACAAGAGGTCGCTCTTCCTCCGAACTAGGTAGGTCTAGACTCTTTTCCGTCTCCCTGCCTTCTTTTTTCCTTGGCTAGCACCACGAAACTGATCCTTGTGAGGGCATCAAATCCTGGATTCAAGTTACCTAATTAGATATTACTATATCCATATGAATAATATTTTGGATAAATTCTTTATTAAAATGGAAGAACAAATTCTATACATTTTCTATATGTCATCAAGCCACTCTCATCTCTATGTCTTAAATAATGCCTCTCATCAATGCGTTGCCTCTTGAGTGAGTCCAAAACCTACTTATAAGGCCGGCCTTGAATTGAAAGAATATAAGTCCATCGTCACATTCATTAAATGCAGAAGTCGATCATGAAGCAAGAATCACCAATGATCCAAGGAAATAGAGCTCAACTCGTAAGTTTAGGAAAGCGACCATTCCAAGAACAGAGTCAATAGCAGTAGCAGCTTGACTTTTTCAAGACCAGGGAATTCACCGGGACAAAAGGTGAAATGGCCAGTCTCTTCTCTTCAGATTGTAATATCTGGTGCTAAATCAATCGGAGCCGGAGCTGCAGTAGAGTGAGAGAGGAGAGTTGAAGTTTTCAGTCAAAGACTAGCTCCAATCTATGATGCGGGTCAAAACACACTAAGCGTTGGTTCTTCTTTGTACCGAGTGATATTAACTCGGGTATAAAGTTGGGAATGGTTCAAGTTAGTATCCTATACCGGTATCTTCTGTTTCAAATCTTTTCATTGCACTGCTTCGTTTCACTACAGGCTGCTTTGACCACTCTGCTCTTGTTTGCAGCGAGTTGAGATGAGATCTGTGTCGGGAAGGCAGATTTTTCATGAGTATCCGTTGCCAGTGCTCGCTTAACTTCCCTCCTGGCTCAAACTGCTTGGCTGTCTTATCGTTTTTACTCAGCTCTTTCTGCTGGTTTCACTTCCGTTTGAAAAGCTTTTAAAGCAAGGGCATCTGCCTACTTATCTAAATCTGAACAAGTATTAAGTCGAGACAAAGGAGTAAGCTCTACATCCATAGTAGTAATCTGAGTTCTTTGTGATCAATACTGCTTTTCTTGTTCGGGTTGCTAATCTGATTTCTTGCTAGATCCATCAGCCAAATAATATAACACAGAATAGAAGGATAAGAATCGAGAGACAAGCATGGTTTAATTAGTTTACTTTTAGTGTTATGCTAGGCTTATACCCTGTTATAATGCCAACCAACTATAGCTGGATTTCATTAAGCTCCATCTATTGCAACCTGGATTTCATTCTGTCCAACCTTACCTTAATTTTATTTAATAAAATCCACGATTCCCGAGTGTTTTACCCTTGAACGAGAAATCCCCTGAGAAGGAGGTGTAACGCCTCTTATTTAGCAAGATATGTTAGGATTTCCCCATCATATCATCCAGGATTCGATACAAAGCATCGAGTACGAGCCACGCATGCAATAGATCAATCTTATGGGTTGGAAAGGCAGATTCAACGTGCCGGATTGAGCTCTTATTCAATAAGCATGGTAAATAAAAAAGCATGCTCACCGAACACATGACTTTCACATATTTTCATAATGGAGAATATAATTGATACTGCGAATTTCTATGCTTTTGAGCGTAATAACTGCTTGGCTTTGTACGGCTCATTGCCTGCTGTTAAAAGAAAAAAGCGTTTGCTGGGTATCAACCCGCGTTTCATAAGAAAGAACCTTCCTTTTTGTCACAAACAAATACCTTGTTGTTTATCGAATGCTTTCTTGACCATGCCAGTTTGGCGCAAAAAGCTGTTACCTGGAAACATTCTTTTCCGATTGACGATCTCCTCCCACTTCTTCTCCCTTTCGAGGCGTAGATCGCCCGTCATTGTCTTTGTGATCTGTCATCTTTTGTTTGTTATAGATGATGCTTCCCACGCGTATTGAAAGAAGTGAAACCTCGGAGTTGAGCTTTAAGAAAAAAACAAGCCATCCATGAATTTATATAAATAACACCAAGCCTTTCGGCATTAGCAAGAACCATTCCTATGTCCCCAGGATCGAGTATTTTTTCAAAGAACCATGAAGAAAATCATTATATAAACTTTACATCGAAGCCGAGCAGAGAATTCGGCATCTGTCGGGTAGACACTGATCGCGATCGCAGCTCAGTCGGTTGACGTTTGGACTGCAGCGGGGGTTCCAGATGCAACTAATCGAGATATTGACACGTCGTATGAAGGAGGATAAGCAAATAAAGCTTCGGTAAACATAGCAAAGAAAGGTAGCTATGTATGTTAGCTTCATACTACTATAGGCAAGGCAGAAGCAAGAATCGAATTCACACGCACAAGAGAAACAACAATAACTGAATAAAGGCAAAACACTAAGAACTTGATGCCGTAATAGACAAAAGGAAAGGAAATTGAACCTGCCGCTTACTAAAGCCACGCTACCTCGCTATGGTACGAGACCTCCACCAAAAGGAAATCCCCAAGCAAGACTAGTAATGAATGCTGCAAGGTGGAGCGGGGGAAAGCCATGTATGGAGCTTGCTCCCTTGGGTGCTCGAGATGGTAGGCGATACTGGTTGACCATAAAAAGTGGAATTGCTCATTCCTTTATCAACCCTGCAATTCTAAACTCTGATTCTTTTGCTGTTTCCAAAATTGCCCCTCCCTATGACTGTGGTGGTGGCAAATGGCAATAAAATGCTAACTGAGTCAGAATGTAAGGGATTTCAATTCTCCATTCAAGGTAATGAATTTTTCAAGGATATGAGGTGGCTTAATCTCAAGGGGTATGACATTATACTGGGCTTGGATTGGCTTACTGAAATAGGCCCTATGATGGTTGATTGGAAAAAGGGGTGTCTCAAGTTCAATAGTGGTGGTAAGGAGGTTAAACTGCAAGTTTGTGAGGAGATAGCAGAACTTAAATTGTGTGATGAGGTAGTAAATTTAGAACTTGAAGAAAATAAGGGTCATGAAGTGTTTATAGCCCAGTTATTCAGTTTGAGTGAACACTTTCCTACTGACAATATGGAGTCACCAGAACTTACAGAACTGTTACAACAATACAAACACTTGTTTGAAAAACCAAGTTCATTACCACCCCACAGAGAAATTGATCATCAAATACCTCTCTTACCTGATGCCAAACCAATAAATCTCAGGCCTTACAGACACTCTTACTTCCAAAAGCTTGAGGTGGAGAAGATCATTGAAGAATTGCTCAAAAACAAGTTCATACAACCCTCCTCTAGCCCTTTTGCCTCACCTGTGATTTTGGTAAAGAAGAAGGACAACACTTGGAGGCTTTGTGTTGATTACAGACAATTGAACTCTTCCACCATCAAGAACAGGTACCCAATTCCTATAATTGATGATTTGTTGGACGAGTTACATGGGGCTATGGTTTTTTCTAAAATTGACCTGAGGTCTGGGTCTTATCAGATAAGAATGAACCCTAGTGATGTGCACAAAACGGCCTTCAGAACTCATGAAGGGCATTATGAATACACAGTCATGCCCTTTGGGTTGACTAATGCCCCAGCTACATTTAAGGCCCTTATGAACCAGGTTTTCAAACCATTTTTTAGACAGTTTATACTTGTGTTTTTTGATGACATACTGGTCTAGAGCCCTGACATGAACAGCCATAAACAACACCTCGCACTGACTTTTTAATTGCTGGAGAAAAACAAGCTGTTTGCTACAAGGTAAAAATGTGCATTTGGTCTGACAGAAATTGAATACTTAGGCCATGTAATTTCTCATAAAGGGGTAGCTACTGATGTCAAAAAGGTTGAAGCTATGATGCAATGGCCTATTCCAAAAAATGTGAAACAGCTCAGAGGGTTTTTAGGGTTAACTGGTTATTATATAAAATTCATTAAAAATTCTGGCCTAATCAGTAAGCCTCTCACTGAGCAACTCAAAAAGAATTCTTTCAACTGGAATAAAGAGGCAGAAGAAGCATTCAATACACTCAAAAAGGCAATGACTCAAGCTCCAGTGTTAGCTATGCCAAATTTAAGCCAACCATTTTTTGTGGAAACTGATGCTTGTGACAAGGGTATTGGGGCTGGATTAATGCAAGGCAGGAGGCCCATTGCATTCATTAGTAAGAGTTGGGGAGTTAAATCTATGGGCCACATATGAAAAAGAGTTCTTGGCTCTCCTCACTGCAGTGCAAAAATGGAGGCACTATCTTGTGGGTGGCACCTTCATAATTAAGACTGATCAGATCAGTCTAAAACACCTCTTAGAACAAAGAATTCACCACACCATGCAGCACAAGGGGCTGTGTAAGCTCATGGGGTTGGTTTACAAAATTGAGTATACAGAGGGGGTTGACAATGTGGTGGCTGATGCTCTATCAAGGAAGCAGGAACACAGTTCAGAAATAGGGCCCACATTGATGACAGTGAGTGAGTTAATTCCTACATGGGTCCATGAGCTAAAAGAGAGCTATGAAGATGATGAATGGGTGTCAGGATTGATTAAGAAGCTAGAAAAAGGGGAGTTGGATGCAAGCAAATACTCAATGCACCATGGTCATATACCACCACTTGAAGTGTAAGGGCGGCTCCTCGAGGGGAGGAAGGGGGCGATTCGGTTTTCTGCTTTGACGAAGAATGCCCCGAGTTGAGGTGAAAAAAAAGGCTGATCTCTACTAGACATAGTTGTGCCATCTTTTGAGCTGAACTCTTCCAAGAGCTGCCATTATATAAGTAAGGTAAGCCACGTCTTTTTTCCTACCTACCTTGATTCCTAGAAAACCAACCGTGAAGAAGGCAATAGGTTGACTATCCAGCATTAAGACACACACCGAGCGAGGTATTTATTTTCTTCTCATTGTTCTCTAGGGTGTACACATAATTGGACCTCAGTCATATTGATGTAGCGAGCAGTTGTACATAGAATTATGCTATGCTACCTCAGGCATATTATATTAAGCAGTTGTATATAGAATTATGCTGCCGGTGTAATATTGGTCCATGAGCTGGCTTGCCTAGATGCTTCAAGTTTCGTTTTCCGCGCACACCGAATATTTTTATATTTTTTACTGTTTGAGTTCCGAGCTGATCGATAGCTGCGACTCGTTCTATGAAACCTAGGAAACAAAGCATTATTCTTTTGGAGGGTGGGGAATCAGGCGGCAGAGGTGGATTTTCTCTCCGGATTCTCCTTTTTTTCTTGCCTACGTGAACATAATAACTTCAAAGAGGGCGGCCCCTTTCACTCTTTTTATAGTACCACTCATTTCAAAAAGAACTCAAGTCATAAAACTTCACCCATAAATAAATGCTCGATCTGCATTTTGCTGCCCTGGCACAAACAAAAAGTATGAGACTCAATCAAGTAAAGTCAAGTCTGTACTTGTCCTACTGATGGAACTGCTTTTCTTCTTAATTACCATTTCTCTTGCTACTTCTTACTGGCCGACATACATTAATGAATGAGAAGCGAAAAGATAAGTCTTGTCAGGATAAGATGGAAAAAGCCTCGGGGCGGGGGGATTGCCAACAGAGAGGCACGCGGATATCATCAGTGTAAGAAGAAGGGGTTAAGAAATAAAAAGTCAAATAGTGGTGTGCGGGGGCTTTTCCTTTAATGAATGGACTTCGCTTATGGTCGAAGTCGAAACAAGGTAGGTAACAGACGGAGTTTAGGGTCCGATAGTAGTAACCACGACACTCTCACTCAACTAGGGCCTTTCCTCCACCCTAAGAGAAGAAGAACTTATTTACCTCTACATTCTCCCAACCAAAGGAAGGTAGATATACCCCTATCGAAAAACTAGGGAAAAGTCTGGGTTCAAAGGAGTTTTTCTTTTATCGCTCGGAAAAGTGCTTCGCTAGTCGCTACCAGCAAGCACATTACTCTTTTGCTTCAGACTGTTTTTCAACGGTCGGTCCCAGCCCAAAAAGGAAGAAATACGTAAGCACTGGAATCCGCAGTACGACACACCCGAAACACTGTTCTTACTCCTTCGTTTACTCAAATAGGAACTTGAAAGGTACTCTCTGGCTGCTTAAACAAGGAAGAAATAGAGGTCAACTCATAGGACCAAAAACTCAGCCCAGTGCTTTCCAATTAAAGAATTAGATGGACAAAGACCACATTGCAATTATTCGTTAGAGTCTTACTAGGCTCCTCAAACCCGGGTAGCAGTATCTGCTGAAAAGAAAGGAATTTATGTTGAATGGCTGAGTTGGTCATCATCTTTCGCACTCCCAAACCTCCTCCTGTCATTTCCGATCGTACGAATTGCTTGTGTTTGTTTGGCTTACGCCCTTGGTTGGCTACTCTAATACGCTATGAAAAGCACCAACAGTGATAAGGCGGGGCGACATCTCTATATGTTTAGATACGCCCGGGGGAGTCACTCGCTTCTTTAAGCCCGGAAGTGCAGGAACTCTCCTATTCTCTGGAAACCCCTCACTACCAGCTCTTTACCTGCAACAAAGCAGCTCTACTAACCGTGACTTTAGCTTTCCATCTTCTAAAAGTTCAAGGGTACTACATCCGTCCCACTCGTACTCTTCTCCTCCAGGTAATGTCGTTACAATGAATTGTGTATATAAATAGTGTTCAAGTGCATGACTAATCTAAAGAGCACTCCAACGCGCCACCGGATGTTTCAAAACCCGAAACCCTAGGAGAGCCGAACGATATGTACTCGTTATAGATATATGCTTCTCGCCTAGATAGATCACGGCCGTCCTCCTTCATTATAATCCTTCTAGAATCCAAGGCATTTTTGCGGAATATATCCTGTCTTTTCACCCTTGTAGTCCTATGCATAGTCAGTACTATAGCCCCAATCATCGCTACTAATAAAATCAGACTAGAAACCAAAAACCAGACGAAATAGTGGGTATAAAGTAAATTGCCCAATGTTTCCAAATTAGTCCAACTTTGTACCTTTTCGGCATAAACCATATATCTAAGAGAGGTCGTATTTCTGTGGGTTGGTAGTAATGGAATGGTTTCATTATCTAAAATGAAGAACATTTCCCACCAAAAGATAAGTCCAATAATACCACTCACTGGTAAATAGCGCAAGACTTCTTCGTGAATCTCCGCTATTTGAATATTGAACATCATCACCACGAAGAGGAATAAAACAGCAATAGCTCCTATATAAACTACTAGGAAGATCATAGCGAAGAAGTCGAGACCTAACAAAATAAGTAAACCAGAAGTGTTGCAAAAGACTAGGATGAAAAACAAAACGGAATGTACCGGATTTTTAGCACGTACAACCATCAAACCAGAGACCAAAGCAAAGCTCGACAAAACAGAAAGTATCATGGTACGTTGTCTTTCCTTTCAATAAAACTTGAATGCTGGAGCAAGAAGACGCATTCAAGTCGATCTATTACAACCAGCGCGGTTGTTCCTATTTCATTTTCTTCTTCCAAGAATTCTCACATTTTTGCTCTTTGTCTTGACCGAGTGCCCGTATATGCCAAAGATGATGAGCTCTCTCTCTATCTAGAGACATTCCTTTCAAGATAGGACTCACCGAAAAGAAGCGACTCCATCGCTCCCTCCGCGCCTTCTTTCTTTTGCGAAACTCTTTATCCACACGCCAGACATCCCCTCCTTAGCAGCCACCTTTCCTGTAAGGATTTCCTCCTCCTATACTAGAATTCGGCGGTTGCATCTTGACGATTGCCTCACCAAAAAAGCACTCTGCATTTTCGTCTAAGGGTGTTTATTTTTAAGTACCACAGAAAAGGAAAAGGAAGGGAAAGTGCTCCGCGACTCTTGAAAAAGGGGTTTCCATGGTTCTACTTTCATCGAGATTGGCGCAGTCCGTCCGGCCGACAAGGGCAGAAATTGCACTCGTTGAAGGTGCAGTCCTTGGTCAAACGATTTTTGGGAGTTTCAATACCCGCAGTGGGCTACTAGCAGAAGTAAGATTCGGTTCAGTGACATATTAATGAGGGCGTTCCCGTCGTATGGGAAATACGGATTCCTCGAGATGTGGGTGGCTACGGCCATGAAATGAGTAGGGATAGCTTCGGTACGGGCTTCAAATCCTGGATCCGGAAGAGCTGTCTCTGACGATCTCTGAAAAGGGGCGTGCAAACAACATCCTAGATGCACCACTTAAATCTGCGAAAAACAGGAGACGCCGAGCCCCAGACAGCGCGCGAGTGAAAAGTTTTCACTGGTAGCCAACCCTATGGTGCCTATAAGCAACTCCTTTGATCCCTTGATGATGACACAAGGAGGGACTTTAGTAACCAGGTCTCGCCCTATAACACTGGACGGAACAATAATTCCGCCGCCAACATCTGCCTTTCCAAGCAAGAACTACTTATCTTTATAGACTATAAATACACCACCTATCTTATTCTGGGGCTTCTCTCTTTTCTTTCAATGTACTGGAGCGTCATAGGTTCAACCGGCTTCGCTACCGCTTACTAATCATACTTGCCCGGAGTAAGTCATCTTCAGACCTGGGAATTCATGGCCCCTGGTCCTTACGCGTACTTCGATTGGGAGAATAAAGAAGAAAACTCCAGACTTCGAAGGAAAACAGAAGAAAAAAAGGTGAGCAAAAGTAAGGCACGCATATGCAAACAAAGCAGACGAAAGAATAAGTGCGCCGGAAGGGAGGGGCTGTAGAAGCAATCCTTTCACTGTAAGTACATAGGTATTGTGAAAGCCTATCTGATTGTCAGGTACAAAAACACTAGTTAAGAAGGAAAGAGGTCTGTCTTCTGAAAGCAAGAAAAAATAGGCTTCGCTCCTTGATTTACTTACTTGCTTACGGATGAGCTTTCCATCTAAACTAACTTCGAGGGATTACTCCTGGAAGGAAGAGGGGTACTGCTTAGCCGGTGGGCTTGCTTCGTTCGTCAGACCAACTTGGAAATAGGGATTTACAGCACACTCGCCGTGGGGGATATTTTTTCATTCCACGATAAGTTTAAAGAGTGCGGTAGTGCTTTTGCCGAGTCAGGAAGCATACTATTATTTATTGGATTTGAAACCTGCCTCCTCTAGAATTAGAACTTGTGTGAAAGACGGCCGACTCATCAATCACGTATATAGGCATTTGGAATGGATATGTGATTTATCCCTCAGGCCCTTCCTTTCTTAAAGAATCTACATAGGTAAGACCTAACCAGTAATTGCTTTATCTTGCTTACCCCTATTCCGGCCAAAACTTCGCCTTTCCTGCTTTCAACTTCAAAAGGCCGTGTCAGAACCTTCGGGCAGCCACACTCTCCAAATCCAGGAAAATGTACCACTTGACAAGCGGCAATCTGGTAGAAAAAGAATGGTTTTTTAGTATTTATCTTATTGTTTCAAATTGAAATCCTGGGTCCTAGCCCTTGAACGTTGAGTCTTCGGAAAGTTTTGACAATAGTCTCAATCTTCTTTGCCGTGAGCACGAAATGGAATCTTTTCCTGAGAACTAGGCTTGACCTTCTTCACCTTCTCTTTGGCCTCGACCTGTTAGCGCTACTGGCTCCCGTAACTCCCGTCCAAAGTTCAAGGCTTGGCTTTCAGCCTATTTCTGTAAGGCAGCTATTTAAATAAGCTTTCAATCTTACCTGAGAAAAGGGAATTATTATTATTAGCGCCGTATCTGAAATTCCATTCCAAATCTTAGGAGATTTTACTCTGGTCCCTGAAGTGAGGCTAGCAACTAGTCTTGTTGCGTAGAGGGAGCTCTTTTAAAGAAGAAAGACTAATAAAAGACTGAAAACGAGGAGTTAGTAACGAGCCTGAAAGCTGGCGGATAAGGCCCCAATAGATAAGCTTGACCCGTAGAGTATTGTACGAGCTGCCAGAGAGAGCTGGTAATTAGTTAAACGAGCTATAGATCTAGTTTAATTCATATGAATTTGACACAGACGAGTGGTTTGGTTGAAAAGCTGGTACCTGAAAGAAGGGAATTGCCCAAGCCCGATCGACTGCCAGGTTGACCCTACTGCCTTCTTCCCTACAGCTTGAATGAACTGGCCAGAAAGCAAGGGAGCTCTAAACCTAGCCTAAAAAGCAAGCACAAGCAGAGCCTTTAGAGCTGTTGGGTATGATAAAAGTGAGATTCCCCGTCAAAGTGTTCTTCTACAGCAAGACTTTAAAAAGAAGCAGGTAGGAACGGGACTACTACGACTAGAGCCGCCAGAGAGCTGGCCTAATGAGTCTGTTTCTCAAGACAAAAAAGTAGGAACGAAGTAGCTTCCCTTATCAATAGTTTGATAGGTTGGTCCCTCCCTCCGTGACGAGACAAGTGCTTTACATACATAGCCCATTGCTTTTATGAGGCTGCCATTCCTCGATAAGACTTACTATTCCCTATGTTGGAATTGGATACTCTGGAAGAGGCTGACGGGGTACAAGTGCTTATGAGCTTAGCCTTGATTAAAGAAAGAAGAGTAAGAAGAAGATGGACGACTTGGTAAAGAAAGATAAGGAGTCGTGGTGGGAGCTCACCGGCTGTTCGATCATGATCTTTCCAATCAACAAACTGCCCCGTTCACGCGGGTACCGGTTTCACTTGAAAAAAAAAGGGGATGTGCCCCAGACCAATCAGAATACCCCGGTGCAAAGAGGGAAAGAACCCTAGGTTAAAATTCTCATATTAAAAGAAGAATGGGTGTTCAATATAGTTGAAAGACTTCATGTGATTGAATTTCATATTCAAAGTGGATTTGAATGAGATCCTTTATATATCGAGAAGAAAGCAACTCCTGCTCCCACAGAAAAACACACGGATCACACAGGCAAGCAAAGCTTAATAGGAAAGGGGGCAATTTTTTGGTTAGAAAGAGGGCTACTTCACGAGCCGCTACTAATAAGAGAAAGGGTGAACAGCGAGTTCAGTCTATAGTTACGGAACCCGGGTCCATGGAACGAGTATTTTATACTGCTACTTGCCAGCGCTTCCCAACGATTGATTTTTAGAGGCTACGTAGTAGGTAGAACTACTACTTTATCCTGTTAGCTACCAATACGATTTAAATAAAGGCGATCTGTGCTCGATTTTCCCATCCCTTGCTACACTTACTGACTACTACTCTTGATACCACACTCTCATTCTTCTTTCCTGCTTGAAAGCTTATAACTGCTACGAAGACTCCTGGTAAAACTACTGATACGCAAACTCATGCCTGGCTTTCAATCTTCAATTCGAGTTGCAGTCCTACTTGTGAGTTTAAATCTTATTACTCCCTTTCTTACTAATACCTGCCTGGAAACCTGATGCCGGGCTCTATATAAAATAATATGCCACGCCATCCATATATCGTAAGGCGCTACGCGGATTGATTGCTACTCGGTCAGCTTCCGCTGGCTGCTGCTCCAGTTTTTGCACTTTAATTTCTTGCTTCGCCCAGCCAGTAATACACTACTCTTTGAAACACATGCCTCGTCTTTTATGAACCTGGCTATGAGAGAAAAGCGTCGGGCACACTATAAAAGTCTTGAACTCAGTGCCTCTGTATGTATTTCTAACTGCTCTCTCTCCTAAGATAGCGAGCGGGTAGGATTAAGCTGAAAGCAAGCAAGCGTACGTACGTCAATATTGAATATTCTTTTTTCCTTCCATTTGATTCTCCCTCTAGAGTATACAACTTATAGTGCTTTCCGCGCCGCCCCTTTTTCGAGCGATGAGTCAAGTATCAAGTAGACGGATTTTCCTGCCCGCGGGTCGAGATGTCTTTTCCTTGCATTTACATATATATAAAAAGACGATTATCTTACATTTCAGTCTTAAGTCATTCCAGTTGGAATTCGGAATCTAGTAATCGTCGCCCAGGAGTACCCTTTTTGGGCTAAGGCCCCCGGGACTTACAAGAAATGCACCTTAACGAACGATCGCGAATTAGGACTGCAATGACTGTTTTTTTTTTCCGTGAGATAGCTCAGTTCTGTAAGGTGCCAAATAAGGCTATGAGTATACTGGGGTATTATAAGGAATGATCGAGGACAAACTGCTACTTGAAAGAAAATTCATCTTTCTCAATTGCCACTATGAACTACTCGGCCAGGGATAGAGCTCAAATTTCCCCTGCTTCGCCTCCTGCTGTCCCTCGCGCATAGGTGTCCAAGCGAAAGCTCCGGCCCAATGTGCTCTACATTAAGTGCCTTGATATCTCCCTCGTCTTGTCGGGATTCCGGATCAAATCTTGAGTAGTAGTTTCTATACGTGAATCCAATCTCGCTTCCATTTATCATCCATTCTGAGGAAAGATTCTTGAATAACAGGCTAATCATTCCTAAGATTCATAACTCCTAAGACTCTTCAACCAGAGTACACACTAAAAGCAAATCAGTCTGGCTGGCGTCAAGCCTATCTGGTCTCAGAATTGGAACAGATAATTTATTTCCTATTTAGGCTTCCGCTCTAGTAAAGACGGGCGTAAGTGAGAAGAATAGATGTGTGTGGTATTGATATGATCCTTCCTCGTAACAAAGCCGTCAACGAAGGAGTGTGAGTAAATGCGCCCCTTTAAAGCTCTGTACCAATTATATCAAGATGGTTGAGGCACCGAAACATATCCAGGTAGGAGAGAACCGGCAAAAGATAGAAGGTTCATGGCTCGAGGTAAACGAAACAGAAAGCTAGACTGATACATGTGCGAGAACTACTTCTTATACATCGCTACGTACATACTCTTTGTGGAAATACTGCTATTCACTGAACCTATGACGCCTTTCCAATCGGTCCATGCTGGCCTTTGAAACTTCAACCACGAGCTGCTAAAGAAAAGAGAGAAATAGGCAAGTGGGAATCAGTTCAAGGAAAGCCTCCTATTCCAACCAACGTAACTAGAATTCTTTGAGTAGTTTCACAATTTAAATTCTGGCGCTTCGGTATGCGCGTTATACTAAGGGATGAGTGTGGGAATCAGAAGTTTAGTGAAATCCGCTGCATTCTCTAGAAGAGCAAGGATGTTGAATATTAGATCTATCAAGAAGAGGGTTTAAAATATGCAGATCAAGTCCAGAAGTGCCAAGTACACAACGAAGTAAAAGATGCTTTTGAATGAACAGAAGATTTATATTGGTCCTCCATTTCAAGAGTTACAAGCTACACTCACGAGCACTTTTTCATTCATTTTGGTTACCTGAACGCATCCAGTATCAAATGCCATAGGGTATTGATTTCTTTCCTTTGCATCCGCTGTTCGAACTTCTCTTTTGAATTACAAAAGATTTGCCAGCCGTAGAATGAGTACCTTTTCTTATTTATCTATATTTGTTCGTATGGAATTGACATTAGTAGGTCAGAGAAATTCTATACTAGCTCCAGCTGTAAGAAGAAGATTCTTTTCGAGCTCGAGCCCTACTACTGAAGAGCTGAAGTTTCTCTCTACGTTCTTGGAGCGTATACGGAATGATCAGTCATGCGTTGTTCCGGAAACTCAGGCAGATACACCAAGCGGTAAGAACAAAGAAATTATTGGACTTCCCTTTTTCATCTACTACTAATATGGAGTATTTATATGCGGAATTGGTATTCAGAAAAAACCTTTGATTAAAACTCCGTAAGCGATAAAGCAGCTTACGACTTGCATTCACGGCTTGAACTCCTTACTTGCTAAAAGACAATAAATGATGGGTAAGCTTACGCCACTACAAATCTTCTTTCTGAAAGCAAATCTTCTATCGGGCTCGAACTCTCTTGCAATCTCATAACTGCAATTCGGCACTTCTAGCTGAGTTCAACTCTTAGAACTGCTATTCAAAGTAGAGAAGATATACGATAAGCTAACTACTGACTAATCAAACTGATAGCTATCTTTCGATCGGCTAAGTGACTACAATTCTTCCTCGCTTATGGATACGGCTTGCAATTGTGATTTATAAACCCACTGATACGAGACAGCTACACGAGAAGCTGATTCCTGCTCTTAAAGCTTGCTATTCTTATATGTGGAAAGAGGAATTAACAACTGGAATTAATGCTACATAAACGACTGATAGGCCTTGAAGTCTGCTTTCTTCCTCTTAATCTGATAACTAGCCTGCTAAAACTCTGTATACGGTGGGTCGGCTTTGCCTTGCTAACCTCTATCGTACAACACTGGATACGACAACTTCACTTACAGCTACCTGACTTTAAAAACTAAAACTGCTAACTCCAATTAAGGTACCGAGAAGTAAATTCTATCTTGTAAGCAACTAGATACGAAAGCATAAAACTAGAATGCAAGGCCTAATACGATTGATAGGACAGAAAACAACGAAAAGCTAACAACACGAATTGAAGTCTCGCCTAACCACAGCTTAAAATCTGGTACCAACTAATAAAGCTGACAGCTTACTTTCTATCTTCTATCCCGTGATAGAACTAGTAAATTTTTCTATGTGAAAGGCAGAATGATGCCAGGTGATACGAGAAGCTGATAGCCGTTAACTAGAATGAGAAAGGCAATCTGCAATCCTGATTTGTTGCTTTGATTCTATAAGGCACTACTTAAAGTGGGTACGACTTGCTCCTCTGATTGAGACTGCTTATGCTTTGTAAAAGGCAATAAATGACAGGTCGCCGTTGCATTCTGATTTGCTATTATAAATCTTCTTTCTAGCTGATACCGAGAAGTCTAGCTAGCTAAAAAAAGTATAGGGTAACAAAACTTCGTAAAAAGATATCCCGAGAAATTATTGAAGACAGAACTAGATCTCAAGAAGAAAATCGATGTTTTACTACGGATCATAAATTTCATGTTCAACGCAGTACTCATACTGGAAATTATGATCAAAGATTGATTTATCAATCACAAGCTACTTCAAAGATATCCTCTAAAACTTTTTTGAGATCTAAAGATTCGTCCTCCAAAGCCTATTTGAAAGAGAGGGCCTTGGCATAGGCATATATTCCAGTTCCCTCTCGGGAAGTTTTTGGATTGAGTCTAGGGAGGGGGCATCATAACCAGACGCTAGCTTCCACAACAGTTTGAGGAGTGCCAGGTTAATCTTGTGTATCTAATGCGCAACCCTCCCATGCCTGTCGGTAAAGGGATCTTTTCCCAGGCAGGCTACATAGGCGAGATATTTCCCTTGTGGCCTCCCACACTTATTGATTAGGGCGAGCTTCGCTACCTTCTCTGCTAAGAGTTCCAATATTCGGGGGAGAAGACTGCTTGGGAATTTCCGAATTGATTTAACAAACAGACTCGATTTACCCCCCGGCTGGCTGTTTGGAATCCTTTTAAAAGGTTGTTAGGGAGGATGCATTGAAACAAGGAATCAAAGGAGGATTGAAACAAGGAAGGAGTAGATGGATCACCAGAGCATTTCCTGTAGAAAAACCCAGCTTCTTATACCCCTTTTGTACACCACGAAGGGTCATATCCGATAATGGGGCAGCGTTCAACCTACCATCTGGACCCACCATTGAAGACTTGGAAACACTGCTTTCTCTTTACCCAATCGTTTCTAACGCTGAGATACGTCGAAGACTGGATGTATCAGAGATCCACTAGGCAAAGCCTATACGCCACTTAACCTATCTTGTCTAGAATCTCAAATGGGCCATAGAACTTAGGACTGAGCTTTTGATTTCTCATACCAACTACTGAGATCTGCCTAAAAGGGTGTTTATTGAAAGAAACCCAGTCACCTTCTTGAAGTTTCATAGTGATAGAGCCAGAAGATGACAGCTATTTAGTAGGATTGATGGTTGTAGTACAAATAGTGTATTAAGCATAGTGAGACTAGCAATTAGTAGACTATGCACATTTGTAATTGAGGAGACTTTGAAATTATTATTCTGTGAATTAATTGTATTCTATATAGTGTTACCTGTAGAATCTGTAGAATCATAGTTAGCTAGAGAAGAGCTTCCAGTAGAACTATAAAAATAAATTACTCGGAGAATTTTTAGGTAGTAAGATGCACTAATAACACTTACCACAATTGCAATAATAGATAGGACATAGTATCCACCATGAGTACTTGAATATAGAACCATTTGTTTAGCGAAGACCCCAATTAGAGGAGGAATACCTGCCATAGAAAATAGACAAATAGCAAGACTTAGTCCTAGTAGAGGGTTTTCTTTAAATTTGCCTTTAAGTTGATCAAGAAATTGGATATCTGTTGTATTGGCTGATAGTTTTGTAAAATGAATTAGAGCCTCCGGCGATTTACTTGTGCTCATCATGTAACCAAACCCTAGAAGAACAAGGAAGGTATTTACATTTGTAAGTGAGTATTTAAAAGAAGAAGAGTAAGGAAGGTTACTTGACACACTTTCAATCAGTTCTTGAAGGGTCTTGCAGCGAGCCACTTTTAGGAAAGCTTTCATCCAGTTGTCGATGTCATGTTAACCATGAATCCCACGGCTTCACGTTCTTTGACAGGGTGATCGCACCAGATACTTAGCTCATGAATAAGATTTATTTCTTAATTATAGTGGCCCACCCTAAGAACATTCTTCAATTCATGGGGCATTGCATACAATAAACTGAGATCGAGCATCCGTCCAAACAAAGTTGGAGTCCTCGTTACTGAACTGGAAAGTTGTGAAAGATCATTATAAAAGAGAAATATGGTTTTAAAATCAGCCCAATCCCTATGTTCTGTACCCAACTGACCTAGTCTCTCTAGTCCTCCTGTACTAACTGTCCTCACTTCCAAAAACACCTAGTTTGGTTAGACTCCTCACAAGCTAGTCATACATCAACTCCTACTGCTACTCATATCTATTATCCATTTCTTCATATATAAAGAAAAGCAAATCCATTTCTGCATATCGGAGGACTCCTTTCCCTTTGCCATATACTCGTTGACAAGCAAATCCATGTCCTAATTATCAGACAGTCAGACATTGGTGAATAAACTCATTCTTTTCTTCTTGCCCGAACGAGTAACTACTAATGTATAGAGTGAAAACCGACTTTCGTGAGATTATCACTTCCTTCTCCTTGCCCGTATACACCTACCTATCTATCCAAATACCTATCCCAGGTAGAGCGGTATTCCGTACCAGAAGAGAGATAAAACACATAGATAGTCGTCTAGTTCGTTGACAAGCGCAAAGACAGATGAGATTTACCTTAGACCCGAAGAGAAGACATATGATATCGCCGTAGAGGAGTGATCTGCTTTACCTAGTCATATATTCTTACCTGCAGAGTGAGTTACCTACTTGGCTAATACGGGTTCTATCCCAATGCCATGTGTACTAATACCACTCCCTAGCCCCATGAGAACCTATGTTGACTCTTCCCTATGTTCTCTACTTCCCATACTGTACTAGTTCTCCCTGTGCTAACTGTGCTAAGTCCTACTCTTTACTTGTTTCGTAGGATTTCTTGAGTACCTTTTGTAGCTCCTGGATTTATTTTTATCCGCAATGAAGCTTATATTTCAAGGCCTTTTCCTAAAATTCACACACTTACACTATTTCCTCCTATCTCGTAAGGCAATTGCCAATTTGCTGGGTCACCCCGGTAAGATACGGCAATTAGGTAGGGCCCTGTCAAGTAGGCAAAACGCAGGAGACATAGGGAAGTCAAAACAAAGAAAGACATCAACTATTCCACGGAAAGTCAAAACAAAGAAAGACATCTACCATTTTCTTCAAAGAAATCACCACCTCAAAACTTATCCTGTGGGAAACGAATCTAATCTCCATGCCACATTTCCGTGCCTTTGCCTACGATTCCCGGCTTCGATCTAATCCAAAATACCCTTCAAAACACTTTACCTCCTGCGCACTCACATCACAGGACGTAGACTTCTATCCTTATACCTTCTCTCCTTAATAACTCACTTCTATACAAAAGGCGATGCAAATCCCTGCTACTTCTCTTTAACAGGTTCACTCTACTTCTCCTACGGTATTAGCTTACTTAGAGAGAACAGCTTACCTACTGTTATGGTTACCTCAGATGCCGGTGGGCTATTTGTCGGAAAAAGCCTACTCCCTTGCCTACCAGGTTGCACTGGCTTCCTCCGTGAAAAAACTGAAGATATTCTATTGCCCGTCTAGAAATGCACTGCTTGAATGGGGCGGCATCTCTCGAAACACGGTTGCTTCAATTTTTTAGTGTGGAGCTAAAGAAAGAATGCAAAAGAAAGAAGCACATCAAATTACTTGATATCCATTAACAAAGGCGCGGAGCGGTGAAAAAGGAGATTTACCAAATACAAAGTGCTTTTCTCCTTTGCTAGGAAATCGAAAGCTCTTGCCTTTATTATATGTTAGAAGAACCTCGTGATTCTCTTTCCTTGTAACAACTTGTGGGGATAATTCTGACCTAAAGGTTCTTTTCTTTGAAGAAGTTCTCTCAGCTTTCGAGACGATAGTTGGATAAGGCTACAACCCATGGATGAAAAGGTATCATGTTTGAGCTATAGAAACGTGCAAACGTGATTTTAGGAAATGAGCGCTTTATATAAAAAGAAGGCCGGCTCAGTCAAGTTTGAAATCAAGGTTAGTGCATTACGGAGCTGCTTCTTGCACGTCTGACCAATGGAATGCTCTTTTTCTCTTCAACTTCGAGGTATGGGCCTAGGCACCGGGGTTTAAATTGCAAAATGCACGTCGAAATCAAAAAAACAAGTGGCCTTGCTCTTTCACAAGCCATTTTGCCACGGACCGAATCATAAATCTTCAACCCAGAAGGGCATGCAGTGCAGGAGGGATCTGGCCGCCCCTATGGAAGCTCCTTTCGTCACTACACTCTAATATTCCATGCCAGTGCAAGCAAGGAATCACTAACGGATGAATGGTAAATTCCGCTATATAACGAATACAACGGTTAGGCTATAAAGAGAGCCACGGAAACCTCAACTTATAAAAGAATGGGTTTTATCTTCTTCATGCGCTTCGTTTGAGAGTGTCGACAGATCTTTCGACTCTTCGCAGCGGGAATATAATGGAATGGTACTGGCTCCTATTCCACGATATAAGGTCCGCATCTGCTTCACCCGATTACGAGACTCCTCCGACTCCTTCATTATTTGAAGATTGGAAAACTGCCTTCCTTGGCACAAGGTCTGCAACAACAAAGACGGCCATTCCCTGTGCGGATCCTTTCTACTCCTATCCCACCCGAGCATTTAGTCGCACCGATTCTTCGCACATACGAACTGCGACATCCTACTTAATCTGAAAAAAAAAGCAGGGCTTTACCTCTCTCTAATTATCTTATGCTTTGTCTTTTACTCAGGCCAACAAACAGAAGTTATAGCGGCCTGTCAAGGCAAGCCATTTGCCTACAAGAAGGACTCCTAATCCAAGTAAAAAGTCTATCAGAACATCTAAAATCAATCAAGTCAAACCTATTGACCCAGTAGTAAAACTTAGAGATGTTTGGAGTGTCAAAAGTAACTCCACACCTCTATCTTCTGGATCTAATACAATGAAAATCACCAACTACTAACCAAGCTCCTTGAACAGTATTACCTAAAGTATCTAATTATCTCCAAAAATCCGCCTTCAAATTAGATAGAACTGGCCCATAAACATTAGTGCACAGAATATATATTTTTACGCTTTTATGGAATAGAGAGACAGAAATAAAAAAGGTTTGTACATTCTAGGAAATGCAATCTAAAATGGTATTATTTAAACCTAATAGAAATCCTCCTTAATTACCAACAGAAGGGATCAAATTCCAAGTAAGCTCAGATGAAATTGTGGAGAGAAATCTAAGAGGAAAGGACTCCCTCTTTGTCTCTTGAATACAGACCACATCAAAATGGTCTCTTGTAATCAATTCTTTTAGAAATATCCTCTTTTCATCTGATCCTAGACCCCTAACATTCCATGAGTATATCTTCATAAGAAAACTAGAGAAGGCCCCTAAAAAAATATACTACTAGCTTTGAACTTAGCAACTATACTATCTAAGAAATAAACATTATGGGAATAGTCTAATTTCCTAAGTTTTCTGACCAAACTGATTCTATCTTGTAAACTATAGCCTAAGGAAATATTGCAATCTTCCAATAAGGAAACAATCTGAGAATCTGAAAAATTAGTGAAAGGCAAAATAGAGTTGAAATAAAAGCTAAATTTACCAGAATGGGTCCTCTTTGCCTCCTTGTTAGGAGGATTTTGGAGTGCCTGCCTGATAGACCTCAAGGGGGAGGAAGGTGATTTGGAGGAGGCTGCTCTGGCTCTCTTCCTGCTGCTGGTGCCAGTATCTGCAGTCTCTGACTCCTTCTCTTTTTCCAAACTCTCCTTGAAGTGCTTGGCTGCTATTGTCCTCAGAACCTTTACTTCTTCTCTCAGATTGATCAGTTCTTCAGAACCAGCAACAGAGGGGGAAAGCGGGTTCACACCTTCTTTGTTCTGGAGAGGTTTTTCCACTTTCTTCTTCCTGTTTCTCTTTCTCTTAGGTTTCAGGCCCACATTAGCAGCAACCAGATTGGTGTTACCAGAAGAACCAGGCTGCATACCTGAAGCACCACTCAAATCAGCAGCTACTGTACCACCTGGTTGCACACCACTATTGCTACTAGAAGGAATAGCATTAAAAGGGGGCCCCCCAGGAAAATTGACTTGAGCTTGCTTCTTAGTGAGAATAGGGTTAAGAACATCAAAGGGGTTGTCTATCTTAACTTCAAAGGGAGGAGGGGAAGTCTAGCTGCCTTAACTAGAGCTTCCTCAGCAGGACCCCAGGGTAATAGCTCTTCATTCCTAATTTAAATCATCTCTTCAGAACCTCCTTCCTCCTTCTCAACCACAAATAAAACCTAAAAGAGATCAGGGGGACTGTTCATCCATACCACTTCATAGATCTGAGAGTCTGGAATGAGTTCCCTTCTAGCCACCTCCACTTCAATCCTATCCCATCTCAAGTCTCTTTTCAAACGAGTATTAGGGTCTGCACCTACCACTTTACCAAAAAATACTACCTCCTTCAAACCCTCTAGGGTTCTCTATCCATAAGGAACACCTACCACTCTAATCCAGACTTTAATAGGCGCTTTATAAACCTTACCAGATCATCCATGGAGGTAAAGACCTCAAAAGAACGATTTCCAATCCAAATCACACCATTCCTCAGGATTGCTCGCTTCCACGCTTCCGACCCGAACGCTTGAAAGCGGTTCTTGCCAAGATATCGCACTTGAAGCATGCCTGGTGTAGTACCAATGGTAAGAGCAGTAATCACATCAGACGGCCCAATCGATCCATCAGTGGCAAAGAAGACACTTCTACTACGCTCAACCAGAATAGCTTGATGAACTGGAGTCTCACACAGTTTGGGAAGCGCCATGCGAGCACCAGAAGGAAGGGGAAAAAGGGAAGTAAGAGAGGAAGAGAAACTAGGGTTAGAGGAAAGAGAAAAGGAATTATCGACAGAGGTCAGATTTACAGCTCTGCTACTTAATCCAGATCTGGTTAGACCGGAACGGGCTGAAACACCGGAACTGGTTGTACCAGATTCAATCTTGGAAATCCGACGGTGGCAGTAGCGAGCAATATGACCCGTTTGTCGACAATTCAAACCAATTTTGCTACTTCTACATCCATCCGCCTGATGCCCTCTAGATCCGCACTTAAAGCACGTATCTTGAGGAACCGTAACTCTTTTAGGTTGCACAACTTTCTCTGTAGGAATCAAAGGGGCCCCACAGACAAGAGACACAGCAAAAGAGGGACGGTGAGCATCAACTGGAGATGATAAAGATTGGGAGACAGAGGAAGATAAATTTCCACTAAGAGAGGGAAAATGTTCCTCACTATCTAAAGGAGGAATAGCATCAACGGAGGTAGATGGAATCCGACCGTCCATGACACCAATCTCCTCCACCATCACAACCTCTTCTTTAGAAGAAGAAGACGGAGCAGGGAAGAGATTACGATGTATAAGGCTAGAAGAAGAATAAATAGAAGAACTAAAACCATCGAGAAGGGAGGAGCGCCTGGCCGGCGTTGCCGTCAGCTTGCGACCTCCGATCTTGGGTTTCTTAGAGCGCACCACTATCCAATCGCTATTCATTTCTCTCCTTTTTGAATCTGTCCATCTTAATTTCATAGTTAACGGGCTTTCAGCAATTCAGTAGTTCAGCTAAAAAGATTTTAAGCTTACTACACTCTAGCATCGCGAATGTTGGACCTCCGTCTTTCACGAGATTTTCTTCGTCTAACAGATGATTATACTCAAAGTGATGCTCCTACCCTATGGTCATTATACGACATATCGTAGTCTTTATGTGGAATGTCTGTTTGATACTAAGATGCTACCAATGAAGATGAACCTGCCAATGCTAGTGAAACCAGTTCCTTGTAAAGGTACCTATGTTCCGGAAGGCAGACATTTTGCATGATCTGTTAGAGTGGATATTATTACACTCAAATTATGAAGGGAAGGACACAAGTGTAAAGGGCAGTTCCAGCCAGTGTTAAGTAACGAATTTCTCTACACGCAATTGGTTCAAATCTGAGCTTAGACCGAATTCGAATTGCCTGCCGGTGAGGTAAACGGAGGAGTGCCAGTGATTGCCTTGGTTGATAGTGGCAGCACGCGCAGTTTTGTAGACCAAAGATTGTGAAGCTGGCTGGGGCTTTCAACCTTGATCCAGCCAGTCAAAAATCCAATTCCGATAGGTAGTGGCAGATGCATTGTCAAGGAGAAAGGAGGCGGGTTTTCTGGCGTGGTGTGGTAGAAAGAAGAATTAAAGCTGAGCTATTAGGAAGAACGTCAATCTTACACCATTTTGCTTTTTTTCATATTTTAATTTCCTTCTTTCTTGCGCACACACAGGTTAAAGACGTACTTTTACTTGAGAGCACACACGAAAGAGTGAAACTACGTAAGTATAGATGCAGTTTTTGCCCTTGCTTGCCAATCTACTCCACTCAATCCTTCAATCGTGCCATATCTCTGTCTACATTTGACTTTACTCTGCCTTTTCCTTAGATCGAACCTGCTTCCAAGCCAACATACATCTGCTTAATATAAATTTCTTCCTCGTACATTTCATTTCAGAAACGACACCATGTGTATGGCAATGCTGTGATACGGACTACTTTCTGCTTTGTTCTGACTTCTTGCTGTACCATATTTAGTGTTTTTTCCTTTCATCTTATTACCCTCTTCAACTGCACCTTCCATTAATTACCAATAGTACTATTCTCAGATGTAGAAGAATGATGTCTAAGAAAACCAGATGCATAGGTGCGCACTCTGGGGCATGATAACCCTGTAAACGCAAAAGGTAAATAAAAGAAACAAGGCTCGCTCTTGTAAACACTAATTCTACAATTCTCTCTGGCCAATAAACCCATTCGGTACTTGATCCGGATTTGCAAATACCCCTGAACCTCAGCTAGAAGAAAGCCCCTCAGTAAAACTCCTGTTGTCACAAAGCAGTAGTTTCCAAAAAATAAAAATTGAATAAAATAAAATAAACTATTAGGGTTTCACCCACTAAACCATAAAGATACAAAAGAAATCAGCAGTAGACACAAGCAAGCTAAGAAGGAAAGAATGAGGAGGATTTATCCGGGATTTCATGCAAATACTGATAGGTATATTAGTGCAAGTACTGGTAGGTAAACTCGCGAATTGGCAGAAGCAGTAGTCCCGAAAGGAGGTCCAAAGCATATTGAATAGGAAAAAGAAGTAAATGAGGTAGCCCAGGAGGTAAAGTCCGTTCTTTTCGTATTAATTCGATCGACTAGCGTAAACGAAGAGGATACTATTAGGCAGGCTACTCTCCAAACCTTCTTCTCTGGCTTCGAAGCCTTATATTTAAATTATAGATTAGCAATTCGTAGTGCCTTTCCGTGTAAGGGGTTGTACCAATTTCCACGGGCTTTTGATCGTAAGCAGTGGTTCGTTTAGCAAGCAGTAAAACATAAAGTGTAGTAAAGAAATAAGTCCGCGAGACTAACAAGAGTTCGCTACGAAAGCGTAGGCTAGTGCTTATGTTGGGTATGATATTTTATTTCCTGCTTTTATATATTTTAGAGGGAGTTCGTGCAGCTCACGCGTTTCAGACTGATTACGAATTGGAAAGATTAGCCATAATTATCAATAGGACCTCCACTATAGAGCGCTTTCTTTCTTTTCTCGCCGAATTCAAGCCTTAGTAAACAGGGGCACCTAGAAAAAAGGGGGAAAAGAGAAGCACTGCCAATAGGTATGAACCACTAGTAAACATATACTCCGGAGACTTAGCTTACCAATTTCACTTTATTTCTTTCCTCTCTATTCATTTTCGAACGAAGCTTTCCTTTTCATTGTTTGTATTTCGCCTCACCTCACCGCTTTCCGCAAGGGTATGGATTCCTGTGGTCTATGGGCTTTCCCCCTTTTGTAGGTATTCCCGCGCTGTCCTCTCTGTATTGGGTTTTTAGCCACGTACTATCATTGTGATTTATTGGAAAACGCGCGCGCCTCGTTCAACTGTTGTTATGCCGGTGTGAGAGCATTCAACCAAAAGGCATCGTTTTCTATTAGAGTCCCACTCTTCCTTATCTTAGAAATTATCCACACGAGGCGGTCAAACGAGCTAATCCATAACACAGGCAGGAGGTATTTCTTATTTTAGTAAACTGTGCGTGCAATTCCACCTTGCCTAGAAAGTAGTTCTCCCCTTCTCCCCGCATGGCGGCTTAAAAGTAAGATGGAAAAAAGATGAAACAAAAACTCAAGTGAAAGAAGCCCGCATACCCTCTCTTCTTTCCCCCACCAGCCTGCTTTCTTGCTCTAGGTAATTGGAAAGGCAGGTGGGGCCTCGTACTACCTGTTGGCCTTGGAAGCCTAAGGGAGACTACACCAACCAAATCTCACTTTCTTTTTCTATGACTACAAAAACCAGCACTTTTGAGACAAACAAGCCCGAATGAATTCTATGAAGATAAAGCCAACAAACAGAGATCCGATCAAAATAATAAAAAAGAAAATTTATAAAATTAAACCGTTTACCGGCATCCCCGCGAGAAGGTTAAGATAGTCTATTCAAATGGGGTTCAGTTTATCGTGGGACAAACTTTCCGCCCTTGAGCAACCACTCATTTCGAAACCTTTGATAAAGAGGAGACTCCCCTCCCTCTCGACGAAGAGCTTCTTGCTGCTGCGCATTAAACCGAGCAGCTTCTGCTTCCCCAGCTGGCAATTGCTGGGCTTCGGATTTGAGGAAATCAGAAATCTCATTCTCAAGGAAAGAATTTCGTGCTTCCGGTGAGGAGACCTCCCAGTTGCCAATTAACCGCGCCTTGTCGGCTTTTAATTCGCCCTGTTTAAAGCACCGCAACATGCGCTCTTTAATATCCTTCTCGACCGTGGGGGTCTGCGGATTACTATATTGGGGTTGGGCCACTTGATGGGCTTCGCCCTCGTGTCGCGGTGCCTCTACAGGTGGTTCCGAAGGCTCTCCCATATAGGGGGCCACTATACTTTCTAGGGAACCAGGAGAAGCTGGAAGGACAGAAAGATAGATATTGGACAAAAAGGAATAATCCCCAGTGAAAAAAGCAGCAACCACAGCGGCAAGATATTTATTTGATGTAAATTGGTCAATGAGGCTTCTGATCAAAGCCGAGATGCAGAGAGTGGTTAGGATCTTTGGATGACAATGAAAAAAGGGGACGAACCCATTGATCATACAAACAAAAGCAAAAAGAACTTGTGCTCTTACCAAAAAACCGAAGAAATTCATGCTTATTCTTAATATTATATATAATTTAGAACCCTCAGTAGCCTCGTGGGCTTTTTTTTTCTCCAGTTTCATCTTCCCTTGCTGATGCTAAAAGAAGTCGTTTCTAGGTGGGCTGAATCTTTGAGGAAGCGGTCGAGCTCTGTTTTTTTCTCTGTCGTGAAAGCGCCAGGTACTGCTAAGGAATTCAATAAATCTGTGTTTATAGTATGGAGAATGGTTTTTTCATATTGAGCAATTTTGTCTAGCGGCATTCGATCGCAGAATCCGTTGACAGCTGCATAAATGACTACAATTTGTTTTTCAATAGGGAGTGGTTCATATTGTGGTTGTTTGAGCACTTCTGTCAGTCTTGCACCTCGATTAAGTAATGCTTGAGTGGCAGCATCAAGGTCTGAGCCAAATTGAGCGAAGGCAGCTACTTCTCTATATTGGGCTAATTCGAGTTTTAAGCTTCCGCAGACTTGTTTCATCGTTTTTAACTGAGCGGCGGACCCTACACGACTAACGGATAAGCCGACGTTAATAGCTGGTCGAATTCCTCGATAAAAGAGCTCTGTTTCCAAACAGATTTGTCCGTCGGTAATTGATATGACATTAGTAGGTATATAGGCCGAGACGTCCCCAGCTTGTGTTTCAATGACGGGTAAGGCAGTTAAGCTACCTGCACCTGTTTGGTCTGATCGCTTCGCAGCTCTTTCTAAGAGACGGGAGTGTAAATAGAAAACATCCCCCGGGAAAGCCTCACGGCCAGGTGGGCGGCGTAGCAATAATGACATTTGTCGATATGCCACTGCCTGTTTACTGAGATCATCATAGATAATTAATGCGTGCATGCCATTATCGCGGAAAAATTCTCCCATGGCACACCCGGAATATGGGGCCAGAAATTGAAGAGGAGCTGGATCTGAAGCGGTGGCTGCTACTAGAATGGAATACTCCAAAGCATTTGCTTCTGATAGAATTTGAACTAATTGTGCTACCGTCGAGCGTTTTTGCCCAATCGCAACATAAACACAATATAATTTCTCATTCTCTGTGCCTTTTGAGTTCAATTCCTTTTGGTTTAATATAGTATCAATAGCTATAGCTGTTTTTCCTGTTTGTCTGTCCCCAATGATTAATTCACGTTGACCACGACCAATAGGGACCAAGCTATCTACTGCTTTTAACCCGGTTTGCATAGGTTCGTGCACGGATTTACGTTCAATAATACCTGGCGCTTTCACTTCAACACGTCTTCGCTCGTGATCGCTGAGAGCTCCTTTCCCATCAATAGGTACCCCCAAGGCGTCGACCACACGGCCTAACATGGCCTTTCCCGCGGGAACATCCACAATAGATCCAGTGCGCTTGACAAGATCTCCTTCTTTGATAGCCGTATCACTACCAAAGACAACAATTCCAACATTTTCATTCTCTAAATTAAGGGCGATTCCCTTCACACCGCTGGCGAATTCCACCATCTCACCTGCTTGAATCTCGTTCAACCCATAAACACGTGCAATCCCATCTCCAACTGAGACTACACGCCCGATCTCATCCACTTTCAAATCGGTATAATAATTGATTATTCTATTTTCTAATAGAGTAGTAAGTTCTGCAGCTCTTGGAGTAAATTCCATAATTATATACTCATACTTTCTTCTCTTAAAAAGACACTCCCAGAACAAAGAGACCAAAAACCACATTGATTACCGATTCCCAGTAAAGTGGTCGGCAATCAATGTGTGTAAGAATCTAGGGTAGAACAAAGACACCAAAAACGAAGGGAAAAAGTCAGAGAGCGACTCCCTTCATGGGAACAAGACACACCCCAAAAAACACACTATTGACGAAAAAACCCAATGAAAAAGAAAGCAAAAATAAAAAGAAATGAAAATAAAAACAAGAAAGAAAAGGAGATTGAACCTGATGAAAAATAAACCCCCATGTTCATTGCGACCAATGGAACTCTAGCTCCCGTCATATCAAGAATCAAGCATGCCAAGTCCCATGTTCGCGAGGCAAGGGCAAGAACTGCTACTGCAATCCTGCCCAATATTGCAACTCTAGAACTGAAGAAAGTCAAAGCTTCCAAAGCCGAATTCCTCAAAACATATCAAGAGGAGTTAGTGCTTAAACCAAATCCGTCGGTGGAGAACTCCTTTACTCCACTGATGATTGTAAAGGGACAATTCTCAGTTGCCCGAACCAAAGCAATGTGGGAACTTCAAGATAGAGCACTAGAAACGAGTCATGAGTCTTCCAAGGTCATAGGAGATAAACAAAAGAAGGGAAAGGCCAGTGCACTAATTTCACCTGAAAGCCAGATTGTGAGTCTCGGCATACCAACAGGTAAAAATTAGATCATCCCCTCCCAGAAAATGGGAAAACAGGCGCCAATCAAGCAACACGCTGGGGGCAGCCTTCCTAACAGAAAAAAGGAAAATCTTCACATACTTGCCAAGAAAGAGTTGACATTTGTCACTCAAGGAGCAAGAGAGCAAGCACCAATGGAGCAGCACGCTAGAATTCTTCATGCACCTGTCCACGGAATAACCATTTCCTCCTGGAAACCAGAAAGACAAAAGCTGATAAAGCAAAGCACTAGGGGTAGTCTCCCTGGGAAGCGGATGGAAGTTCCTCACATACTCAAAAGAAAAGAGTTGATATGTCCCTTCCAGAGAAAGGAAAAACAATTACCAAAGGAACATCATAACGGATGCAACTTCCTTGGAGGAAAAATGGAAATTTATCCCATCCCTACCAAAGAAGGATCAATACACTCCTCCCTGAAAGCAGGAGAACAAGTGAAGATAAGACAAAACGCTGGGGGCGGTATCCCTAGAGAACAGAAAGAAATCCTTCCTATACCCGCCAAAAAGGGATTGGTATATTCCCCCCAGGGGACAGGAAGACAAGCGCCAGGGGAACAACATGCAGGGGGCGGTTCTCAGGAAGCACAAAGCAAAACTCTTTGCATCCCAGCCACTGAAATACTAACCTCTTCGCTCGCGTTGATAGAAGGTGAAGGAAGAGTTCTGAAGAAAAACAGAAAGGAAATAAGAGAAGCTAAAAGGCAAGAGGTAAAAGACTGGTATGCAAAGTCGAGAATTCCGGTAGACCGAAATCTCCAACTCCAAACAGAAATCATGGCACTATTTCAATGTGAAAAGAGAAGAAAAATCATGGAGCAATCAGAAGGCTTAGAGGATAATGCCGTTGTTCACATGATAAGTGTGGCAAAGGATCCTGTAGAATCCATTAGTGCCAGCACAACAGACGTAGAGTATGACGACCAATCTTAAACGTCAGAAACTCTCATACAGACTCCAAGTAAAAAGGATAGCTATCAACAAATCTCACGGCAAAGTCAACACTTCGTTGATTTGTCGCTAGAGCATATTTTTAATCTGCTAGAAGATGAAAGCGAACCTGAAAGTGATTATGAGGTTCCTTTGAAAGAAGAAATTCAAAGGGGAGCCAAACAGGCTTAAAGTGAGAGCTCTATCTCGGGCTCCACAGCCAGTTCTAATGATGAAGTCCAACCAAAGGGTGAAAGCAATGTAATAAAAGCCCAAAATGACAAAGAAGAAGGTTTCACTAGTGATATGGAAACAAGTGAATGTTCTCAATCTGATCAGGCGTCTCGTGAAGAGTCCACGAGGGAAAGCCTGAAAAGCGAAGAAAGGAGCCTCGAACTGGGGGCAGCATCTGATGATGATGAGGCTGCCGAAAGTAATCAAACGCTAAAGCAAAAAGATTATGAATTAGCAATCATTCGACAAGAGAAAGCTCGATTGTAAAGACAGTGCGCAAGTATGCGAGATTTCATAATTGAAAGAGGATTGTGGCAAGATTTCCTCCATGAGAAAATAGATCCACATTCTAAGAAAGTCGGGGTTACAAGTCCTAAATCTGAAGAACCAAAAGGTCGTGTTGTAAAGGAAAAGACCGACCGTACAAAAGGCAAATCAATCCTAGAGAGCAATGAAAAGCCGGAGGATGACTCCACAGTGTCTCTTGAAGTGCAAAAGATGATTGAAAAGGAAGTGGATGATATGCTAAATCGTCGACTGCAACAATCTGGTCTAGGTCACCTCATACAGCCCGAGAGGAGATTTGGCAACCCGTATCCTAAGGAGTATGATCTGGTACGCTATCCAGAAGGATACGTGATACCGAAATTCAGATTGTTTGATGGTATGGGAACCAAAAAGAGTCCTTAAATACATCTAGTCCAGTTAAAAAAAAAAATGTGGGGATACGGTGTGGAATGAAGTCTACCTGCTACGTAAATTTCCCCTAAGCCTGAAAGGTCCAGCCTTAGAATGGTATGCCTCCCTGGAGGAAAATAGTATCCAAACTTGGGAAGACATGGCAAAGGCCTTCTGTCGAAGATTTGAAGTTCATGCCCGAAAGATCACAATGGGCGATCTGGCAAACGAGAAACCAAAGAGAAAAGAATCCGTCAGGAATTTTGTTGTACGGGTATGGAAAATTAATTTTGCTTGCAAGCCACCAGTCCCTGAAACTTATTTAGTAGAAATGATAATAAGGAATATCTATGGGAAAATAAAACCATTCCTTATAATGGAAACCACAATTGAAGGCTTGTTGACCAAGGTTGACAGCTAGCTATGAAAGATTCAAACCAAAAGATTGGCATCAGCAATCTGGAAGTGAAACAGAGGAAGCAGAAACTAGGATGATCCAAGTTTCTAGAAATCTGAAAATGGTAGGAAGTTCAAGAACCTCCAAGAAAAAGAATGGTAACAGAAAAAAAGCCAAAGCGCTAGGGGAGTCTTATTCATCCCACAGGGTTTTCCATACTTCATGTGTCAGTGAAGAAGATGATGATGAAGTCTTAATAGGAATTCCGCCGAATGAAGGCAACAATACCATGGAAACTCCAGCACCTGCATCATACGCCGTACAAAGTCCTCTTGAATGGATGAAGGGAGAGACAAAGGTGTGTGAACATGTCAAAGAAGTGTTTACTTTGACCAGTCACACCAAGCAAGAAACTTTAAGGGATCTAATCCAGCGATTGGATATACATGATAGCCAAATTGCGACGCTTCGGCTAGAAAATGGTGAAATGCGACGAGAAATTGCTGCACTCTATCAAAAGAAAGGGCAAATGTGTGGCGAAGTTGCTGCGCTTAAGAAATAAAATTTGGAGATGCATCAGAAAATGGTTGGGCTCCAGCGAGAAAATGATGCAATATGGAGGCTCTTGGAGTTGAGGAAAAGAAGCAAAAGCATGAAAACTTCTTCCAACGATCAAATTAGGCAGCCATATCCCGCTGAATACAATAATGTACAATATCCGAAAGGATACACGATCCCGGACTTTGAACTATTCACCGGAGATCAAATTAAAGAGGGTTGTGCTAGCCAACATCTAACTCACTTCATAGAGTTATGCGGCAGAACTGCTGGAAATGATGTTTGGATGCTTCGACAATTCCCAGCAAGCCTTGCTGGACCTGCATTCGAGTGGTACGATTCCCTTGAAGATGATAGCATCAAAACATGGAGTGATATGGTCAACGCATTCCGAGATAAGTTTGATCGACCAAAAGAAACAAGAGGTCCAGAGGAGTATCAAGGATGCTTGACTCCGGAGGAACCAGAAGGCAAATCATACTCCTTTCAGGAGGACGAGGGGACAGATACAAATGAATGGTCTCAATATTTCAAAACCAACAAAGTGAAAGTTTAAACGAATCAAGCAACCACAAGCCCTATACCTGCTCAAAAGGGCAAGGGTTCAGAAGCGTCAAATAAACATAATCATACCATTGACTATGATGGCCCTCGAGGGAGAAACGATGACAAGCAAACACTGTCAGAAGCAAAAAGACCATCTCTGGCCGAGCAAAAGAGAAAGCCATACTCCTTCAAAATAGAAGAAACAAGGAGTCTCTTTCACCACGTCTCAAGCAGACTGGAGCTTCCTCCAAGTAAGAGACCAGAAGAAATGAAAAACATACATGATCCTAGGTTCTGTCTTTATCATAGGATCATTGGACACTCAATTGAAGAATGCTATGTATTCAAAGACGTGATAGAAGGAATGATCCAAAAGGGGGGGGGGGAGCTCACACTACCTGAGGATGTCCGACAAAATCCCATGCCTCATGCGAAAGCCAGTCTGATACCCTCTCAGGCTACCAAAAACAAAAGTGAGACCAACCATCATGATCCTGAAAGACAAGAGTATTGGTCCGCCACCAGTAATGCAATCTCTCATATAGAAGAAAGTGATGAAGTCTCAAGTAATAGCTCATGGGGACGAACTAAAAACCCTCAAGGAGTCTCAATCTTAGCAGCATCCTCAAAGCAAGATAGGATGAAAAGAGAACTTGAGTTGTATGATCATCAAACCACGCCGCTTCGGCGAGGAAGGGCTCAACGCGTGGTCATACTCCTCCAAAGAAACAAACAACTCTGCCAGAAGATGGTCAGAGAAATAGCCATACCTACATCAGAAAATAGTAAGTAAAATCAAAAGGTGGTCACACTCCATCAAGAAAACCAAAAAATGTGTGAATCCCCCGAAAGTAATCATGAAACAGGTTTTCTGCTCGTAACGTTAGTAGTTACGAGCGAAAAGGGCACTTGTAACATCTTTGACCAATGAGAAACTAAAAAAACTTATTGCTTAACCAAAATAGAACCTTTTGGCCCTTGACAGAGACAGAGTAAGGCGGGACGAACGAGGAATCCCTTTTCTCTTAAGCAATTCCAAAATACGCATCCTTTCTTTTCCATCATATATGTTAAATTAATTTTCCACAGATGCCCAATATACCTGCACGGACTGAGCCCAAATAGCATTCATTAGCATATAAAACTATCCCCTTCAGTCTTCTTTTCCCGCCCCGACGCATTTTATTTTAGGATATGAGCGTGGGTGGACGGAATAGACCCCGTAGATTGGGGTATTTCATTTACCTTCGTATGTGCATAAGTTAGAGTTAGGTTCAGCAGCATTGGCCACATAAAGTTTGAAAAGAAGAATAAATGTGTCCAGAGAATAGAAAGGGCACTCCCTCTAAGCCTATCCCTAGCCCCCTAGGCTTTGAAGTTAAGAGTTCTTCCTTAAAGTTATTCTGTTGAAAGAATGGCACAGTCTGATAACTGTTCTTTTCTACTAGAAAATAAAGGAAGAGTCGTAAGGTTTACAAAGTCCTCCGACTTATCTTAGTGCTACTCCTACAACAGCTATCTACTAGCAAGACTACTGTAATAGGTAAAGTAATCCTTGCACTACTAAAAGTTAAGCATGTCTATCGGTCGATTTTGAAAGATAACGAGATCTTCTTATTCATTCACGGTCTTTTCGAAAGAAAGTAAGGAGAGCCAAGCCATTGGACTAAAGAGATTCACGTAGGTAAAAGCTAGTAATGGTTTGGGAGTTCTTTATTCATTCACGGTCTTACTTATCAAAGTCGAGAAGCGCTCCTATTTGTATCTTATCTAAGACCCCCACGAGATTCTCGATCTTTCTTATATTATGATATTTACCGCACTGTAATAGTCCTTTCTCTTCTTGCCTGATACAGAGAAGAAGGCTGAAAGCACAACCATTGATCGACCTGTGGGATTTCACTAATGTCAATATGATGGAGAAGAGAAACTTATCTATGAGCTAGAGGAGTGAGGCTCTATGCGCCCCTATCTTATTAAACCAAAAATGCAAGATCTTTATACTAGCTGGAACACCGGGATACTTATATCTGGTAGCCGGCTGCTACTAATAAGAATAGAACTCCTTTATGAGGAAAGACCTCCCCCTTCTTTAGGAGTGATAGAAAGCGTCTTTGAAACCCCCCCTTATAGTGAGCCCGGAGTGGGAAAGAAAGCATTTAGCTATTCGTAGATGTAGGGGAATCGAAAAAAGCATCTTTGAAGGAATTATATAAGAAGAGATTTGCCTATACTTTCTTAGTTAGAAGAAGAAAGTATCCCCTCCCTTGGCTACTTATACTAAGAAAGGCCGTACTATTGCTTAGGTTGTTTTGATAATTACCTACCAGTTAGGAAAAGAGAAATGAAACGAAATATTTTTTTGTTACGAAAATCGGAAATGACAATAAATATAAAAATATTTCACAAAGAAGTGAATTGATGAAATAAATACCAGACTGATCTGAAGCGAGGGAAATGAGCCATTTCCTGGTGCTCAACGCGGGTTCGCCTCCCTATCTTCTCTTTTCTATAAGCCTATCCCATCTATTACAGGACCGTTTCTTCTAGAAGAACTAGAATCACCAACAAATGGCATCTCCAAGAAGCGGTATGGAAATTCTTAAGAAGCTCAAGTAGGGAATTCACAGAGTGCATTCAAAGCATTCATACTGGGAGCTATTGATAATAGTATTCTATCCAGACTGGTAATTGTCTTCTTCCTTAGGATTCTTAACATACTAAGCTTAAAATTCATTCAGCAAATAGCTGTAGAAATATGCATTCATGGTATGGGAGAGAGAGCGGTACTAGATAAATATTGCCTGTTCTCCTGATTGTGTTCACTGTAAGAACGTGGCGTAGTCGTGCCTTCATGTGCTTTGGTACTTCGGGCTAGGCGGGTATGGTAGACCTTGCTGAATCGGGCTGTTTGGTCTCAAATTGAAATGTTTTCTTTCTTTTGGAAAAAAAACAACTTGACTTGGCAGCTTGATAATGGAGAGGGTGACTTGCTCTGGGTGTCAGTATGCTCTTGAGTTGGGGTAAGAGAAAAGTAAGCATTCTCCGGGTTCGCTGGAAAAGAAAGAGATCTCTTTCTTCAGATACGTTCTTTGGAAGAGAAAGTGATGAAGATAAGGGAATTCTGACTTCTTCGTGATTTTACTTCAATTTTATTATAAAGCATCACACCTTTTAGAAATATGCCTTTCTACCCCACCGGGAATGGTGGAAATGAGAAAGCTTACGACTTTCTTTCCAATCTAATACTCATAAACCTTTTAGTTCAGACCTGTTCATTATCTCTTCCTCAAGCTTTATAGTTTCAATGGCCATGGGCATTCCCCCAACGTAGTGCTTCTTCATCCGTAAACCTCAAAAATGTTTTGAAAGGAGTTTCGCCTTTGGGACTCGGCAAGTTCTGAGTAGGGGCTGCACCGAGGAGACCCGCACTATTCTGATTGTCACGAACTAGATGCCCGCCCGCGTGATTCAAAATTAACGAATATAATTTGGTTTTTTTCATTTTTGGAGAAAAGTAATTTTTATTTTTGCAAACTTGTTGATTCACCCGCACTGTCGCTAAGAGCCTTTCATAACACTTCACCTTTCGCGCCGGCCAGCGTTCAATCAATCCCCAGCTTCCTACAGTTCGTCTTCTGGGTTGTTGGTCCGGGTTTTGGCAGCTTCTACAGCCGACAAGTGACTAACTTTGTATATGTCATCCAGAATCCTTACGGGATCATTGTTTGGGGTTGGATTTTCACATCCTACTCGAATCTTACCAACTCATTGTTAGCTTTGTTGGCTCGAATTCTTTTATTTGGCAAAGATACTATTATCAACTGCCTCGCATTACTAGCATGCTTACCCATCTCCTCGACGAGGTAGATTGTATCCACCAAAAACACTATATACGATCTCGCTTTTTTGCTTTCAATTTTTTCAATCTTCTCCTTCTTCACCCAGTTCCTCCACTGCTTCTGAAGCCGAAGCTGCAAGCATGTTTATTGCCTTGGTCTTACAGGTATGGACCGGGGAATACTTTTCTCCACACTTTGAACTGAACACGACCCTCTGCTCTTTTGATTGCTTTTAGTGAATACCCCTGCACCTTTCCCTTTATCCAACCCGGGTCTGAATGTGGCCAACAGGGTTTTGGTCGTTTGAATTGACTATCATGGGGCATCTCATACTGCAATGCTCGCTCAAATGCATCTGAAAGCGTGCTGGGTGGACCTTAAGCAGATGCTTCAGCTACTCCCTCTGATCGGCCACAGATGAAAGAGGAGAAAAAGAAGGGGCCCATATATTCAGGCAGTGCTTGAACCAGGCCTTGGCTTTCCTAAGATTAAGCTCGACCCCCAAATAAATTGACCGCGAGTCCTCAATTTGGCGGAGGGAGGCTAATGGTCTTGGGCTTTTATTGCGGGTTTCAGGAGGGCGGAACCTTGGATGTGAGAGCACCCCTAAATAGGCTAAACCCTCATTCGATAGTCACAAGAATGAAAGAAGAAGGAAAAGAGGAATGTTGAAACGCAAACTCGATCTGCTACAATTTGCTTGCTTACGTAAAGGTCTTAGGAGAAACCCTCTGAATCTAAACTAGTAGACTTGTCGTTCGTTTTACTCTATTCTTCTCACAGAAGACTGCTTGATCCACTTCGTTTGGAGGTTTCATCTCATCTTTTGTGACTTGAAATGCGTACCCGATCAGTCCTATCTGAGAGCACAGGGATTCTCTAAAATGACACGGCACAAAGAGTTGGAATTCTCTTTGCTCTTGCTTTCCTCCGACTACTACTGGCCCAGAGTACTTCTTTTCTTTAGGGGAGTTCATGCCTTGCTTGATACCTATCCCTTGCTTAACGGCGGCTCGTGAAATGCCTTGCTGCTTTACTCCTTTCACTAAAGCCCCTCTGGCTCCTAAAGCCCTTCCTTGGCCTAGATAGAGAAGGTGTTGGTTGAAGCAACGGTTGCTTCTCTTACTTTACTTGCTGATCTAGTTTTTCTAGCCCTATCAACTACAGCTGATGCCTAAGCCTATTAGTCTGCCATAATAAACTCCTTGCTAGCCTAAGATGCCTACTTACCTAGTGGACTGCTTGAAGTTCAGGCTATCCTTTTCAACGCAGCGGAAACTCAAACTCTTGTGGGAGCAGACAGCTTGAACCAATACAAAGAGTTGCTGATAGAAAGGGGAGTATGGCTGCTAATCGGTGATCCGGTTATTCAAGCAAGGAAGAGTATATAGCACTAGATTTCCGGACTAATAGACTGAACTAGTGATATAGCTATAAGTACTATGCTTTCACGTCGAAAAAGAGTTTCAAAGGCCTTCATCTAAGCAGGATTGCTAACCGAAGCTAAGACGAAAATTTCATTCCTACGATCTAGCAGTCGTAAAAACACAAGCCCAGAAAAAATTCCATCTTTTCGTGTTCAATCAAGCTCTCTCCAATTATTCTTATAGATAGATGGCCTAACGCAAGAAAGCGTGTGCAATGAGTGGTAGTTGCCAGTCGCGCCTCTCCAGAGGGAAGAACCCAGAAGATCCACTCTCCTATCATATGCGGCTCCCCGTTAAGGTATAAGATGTCCGCTAGCTAACAATTTGAGCGAACTTGAAAGCATAGTTCAACCTGTTCGAAACGACCAACTCCGACACACTCTGATCGTATGTTTGTGGCTCATCTAATAGGAAATCGTGATGAAAGCAGACTATACTTTTGAAATCCCTATAATTTCCATAGCTCGAGAAATACGCCCATGCTGGAAAGTCAAATTGCTATTGTCTTTCTATAAGAACTAGCTACAGTTAATAGGAATTGTTCATAGCCCGCTCTTTCTTGAATTCCTTGGCATGGCTATCTCAATCAATATCAAGGCCCGGAAGGAGGAGGTCCAGATTAATGAGCCCTAACAGGCGCGGAGCATTCCTGGTTAAACCCCAGTTTTATGAGAAGGTTTGAAAGTCACTGCTTTTCCGCTGTAAGTTTCGATATCGATATATGAATCTGGCCTATTTCTCCGTTTTTATACCCGTTGAGTACTCTGACATTCTTACAAGGCTTCATCGACCTTAAAGAGCAGATTCTAGAAAGACTTGTGGCTTCTTTGGGTTGGGCATGATCACAACCGACTTGTTCACACCTGTATGAGAGCAAAGGATCGGTGGCGAAAATTATTCCATAGTAAGGGCCTAGGGAATAGAATGGCCACCCACCCAAGGGTTCCGACTGACAACGGAAAAACTAGACGAACACACTCACACTCAAGTCAACCCGGCAAGGCAACGAGAACATACGAATGAAAAAACTTTCCCTGCTTCAGAGTTCCACTTCTAAAGAAGAAAGACAGGCCCCGCGGGTTCGTTCGAATCAGTTCGGTTGCAATGCTAAGCAAATCAACTGAAATAGAAGATGAAAAGCCGTGTTAGAAATTAGAAAGTAGATCCACTTCTTTAGTGTAGTAAGAGACAAAGTCAGCACTTCATTCACATGAATTTCTAGGCTAGGAGATAAGTGCAACATTCTATGATAGCCAGCTCTATCTCTGGCACTAGTTCTGGCAATCCTACGGCACGATTTTCGAGTTTTAGGACGGGCCTAACCCTGGAAATAGCTAACTCGACACCTAGAGCTTCCACTCGACTGGTTCTTATAAAGGGGATTGCAACCCGTGTTCAGTCGGTATAGCAGATCATATCGGGATGAGTCAGGCAAGGGCAGTTCTAAGCAGGAATGGATCCGCGGCTTTGGAATGAAGAAAGTTTATCTTCCCATGGGCCCCCACCGATTGATCAATACCTCAATCATCACATTTACCTTGAGCTTGAACCTCAATCTTTTTCATTCGAATTCCTATTCCTATAAGTTCAGTGGATTGGAGGCCTGGTCAGTAGGAAGCATTGGTGCCAGTGCCGGAATGCACGGGTCGCCTTTTTTGTGACCACGGCTTCTAACAAACAACCGGATCCTTCTTGCGCTCACCAATTGTTGCGGTTGCAGGTGCTGCTCTCTGCGGCAAGGTAGATAAGTAGAAGTGTAGCAAAGGTTGCAAGTAGATTTATAGGTCCTGGTTCCTTTCTCTACAACTGCCCCAATAGATGGATTTTTCCATGCAAAGGATAAGTGAGTTTCGTTCTTATGTCTTGCTTTGGACCCAAATCTATGATGCTTCAACCTTTCCTATTCATATTCCATCATCCAATAAAGTTGATGCTCTCTACCACATTGGTCTCTAAGCCATGGGGAGAGATTCAGTTCCAGTCCTCCTTGTTGGTGATCCATACGAAGAAATAGGTAGAGTTCCAGCCGTTCTATACGCTCATTTATAGTCCCTACCAGTGGGTTGCATTTCCCATAAGCCTGAGTACTTTAGCTTTAAAAACCCAGCATCACCCGATTGGTTTATGTTGAGTAGCTAAACATGAAAGAGGTTTCTAATGGAAAGAAGAACTCCATAACACTGTACTTTATCTGAGAAGGAGCGAAGTAGCGAGACCAGTTTAACAAAGGCTGGAAAACCACAAGGGCGAGCTGAAGAAAGCTTTTGAATAACTTGGTTCCGGTTCCAGCTTATTATTTTATTGATAAATAAGAAAGTTTTATCTAGCGGTGAACGAAGATCAGTACTCGCGAGTTGAGAGGCAGGATTCCAGTCCTGGGTGGGGCACCAACCAAAAGGAAGCGAGCAAGCGCAACAAGCCTATCTTTAGTAGGTTTTTTATCTTATTAAGATTTCTCACAAGCCTAAATCTCATGTCCTCGTGAAAGACACTTCAAATACTCAACTAAGGAAGGCGATTGCCCCCCCTATTAAAGTAGAAAGCAAAAGTCCACCCCCAACGCTCGTTAAAACCCAGGTCGGTACTCCATTCATCCGACCAGATGTGTGTATAAATAAGGAGGCCACCTTGCTGCGCACCTTCTTCCCTATATACCTATCCAAAGTCAGGGTGGTTCTTGCTATATGAGATTGTACAAGGTCTGGGAGTTGACCACGGGAGACACACTTCGGCTTGCTCTTCCGCAAATGAAGACTGAAGCGACTGAAACCCACCCACTGCTGAACACGTTATCGTTTGTTAACATCCAAAGATTATTCTCACTTTTATGCTTTATTCAATAGTGTGGAGAGTGACAAGTGTCTATTTTCTATTATATCAGGTAAGCAATGCACACCAGAAAACAAGGATGCTTTACTTGATTCAAGAAACCATGGAGCTGTTAACAGAAGCAGACCTACTAATGCCACCGTTCCTAGCCAAAGTGAACCCATCGCTTGTAAGAAAAGAACTAAAGAACCCGTTTTCCTGAGTATAAAGGTAAGGAAAATCTCTTTTGTTTTATGCCAGCCATAGTCAAAAGTGATAAAGCGGATTTTAGGATAGAGGCGGCGCCTACTTTTTGAAAAAAGTAGTCCGCCCTACCGGCAAAAGGAATCAAGGCAGTTTTCCCTCAGGAAGTTCATTTGAAAAAATGCACTTTTTATGCCAGCCGTAGTCAAAAGTAATACTTTTTGACAAAACAGTAGATGGTCGTACGAGGGAAATCAATTAGTAGGACGTTTTTACCGGGTTTCTTACTTTTTAGCCTCTCTTCTATTTTTTACACACATTTGCGGTTTTTTATTCATTAGAACTTACTCTCCTTTTCTTGTTTTGTCATTTCAGATGTGGCTGATGACAGCCCAGGCTCTGGCATTGACATTTCAGATGATGTTTAGGTATTGTATTAGGAGTCAATGTGGCAGATGACATTAAATACTTTGCTGTTTATCTTCCTGCTGACACCTATGTATCAGACATGGATGCAGGACCATCTGGCACTGCTTTTTCTCCTTCAGTAACCATAGTAGGTGAAGAAGGCACAAGAGGGGAGGAAATAGAGGAAGGATAAATTCCACCATCGCCCTTTCAGCCTGGTAAGAAAAACAAACTTCTTTCTTCTTTTTTTTTACTTTATATGCTCTTCCTCTCGCATGAAACAACAGGCCTTGCCTTTCTTATAGATGTAAGAGCAGGTATTCAGCCGGGTGGTCAGGATGAGGATTACATCATCCCTTCTCCCATCAAGAGTCTCGGTACGGATATCATGTTTCTCCTTTCAATTTACTAGAAACTCTGGGTCAACTCATTTCCTCCTTTTCTTCTTTCTTATTTTATTCTAAGCCTTGGAGAGCATTCTCATGGAGTAGTAGTTGAGCCAACCACTTCTTTTGAAAAGTCTTCTTTTCCTGCTTTCTCGCTCGTAACATATAGATAGGCTGGCCAGGGAAACACTTTCATCTGAAGCACGGGCTGGTTTCACTATCTCGCTTGGAACAGCCAGTAAGTAGAACCTAGCTCGGTCTGGAACTGTGTAGCAGGCTTGTATTATAGCATAAGGATTAGATTGGCGAGAGTAAGACCTTCTTGATGATGACATTAATACCTGCCTTTAGTAGTCCCAAGTCCAGACTTGACCTATAAGCTAAGAAAATTCGTTTCTTTTAATTTTTTATTCTTTCATAAAAACAGAAATCTGTTGCTGGGCGATGGATGTGTAGTTGTTGGCTGACTTAGATAGACCATAAAGCCTTGCCCGCTTGTGCTAGGGTTTTATGCTTTGCCTTGGTTACCTCAACTTGTAAACATTCATAAAAACCCACCCAACAGGACATTTTACTCTTATTAGAGTTCTTCCGGCCTAGTCTTTAGTGGTGCTGGGTCGCCCCTTTCTGTGTTGTTTGTGCTGAACCTTGTAAGGCGCATATTTCTAATGAGCTTGAAAACAATGCAATTTTTCCAAAGATAGGATTTGCTAATGGAAGCATAAATGGTCTCGTATCTACTGCCACCGGGGACAACAGGAAGCGTTTGTCTTCAATCTCCTCCTAAAACAACAGGCTACGCCCTCCAAAGGTTTTATGTTGATTGTTCATGTCATCATCACTAAGGATATCTCGCATAGTACGATCTAAAGCGGTGTTACACCTAGGTTGAAGATCTCCATAGGATTACCCGAAATTAAGCCTAACCTCCCTCAAAACCCAAACCAAAGACGGAATCAGCTCCGTCGTTGCCGCAGATTCTCTTTGTCCAAAGGCTGGCTTTCGCCTATCCGATGTGGTTAGCCCTGAAATCCTGGACTTGTGTTTATATGTCAACTCGTCATCTTTATGTCTAAAGCCTTTATTTTAGTATACTTAACCGATTTTATGAAGCATGATACCAATAGTTTCCATCAGAGGAGAGCATTCCCAACATTTTCTATTGTCTCTTGAGTTAATCTAAGTCCAAACTAAGTGTGCATTGTCTACCCGGATCCCCAAATCTGCTTTTTATATTTTCTAGAGTGCAGAATCCCTCAGTTGGTATCTCGATTATTCAAGTAAGTGGAATCAGTCTACTACTCATTCGTCTCTATGTCCTTAGTCGTCCTCTGCCTTCCCATACCCCTAAGTTTTCCAAGTCGTCTTTCTTTCCCTCAACTAATCGCTGGCATATCAGTCACTAATACTCCTCATTCTTCACCAAGTGGCTAATACTAATCATTGGTGTATATGTCACTAATACTAATCGAAGCTATTTCCGTGTCTAATGCTCACCACACTCCCGATTCCCTCTTCCTAACCGGTCCTAACCCCCCATCCCAGCTACAGCTACCCCAGAAAACACACATGCTCATAACTAGTCCTCTCAAGTTTGAATGGTTCGCTCGGACTTACCATAAGTTTTTTGGTGATAAGCCGTGCTAAAACAAAGTTTTTTACCGAGTAATGCAACCTTTTCCGAAACTTACCAGTAAATCGGCTCTATCCGGATGATACTCACTGGCACCCAGCCTCACTATTTCTTTATCGTACAATTAGGCCAACTTACCCTGCTTATCCGTTTTCTTGATAGGCTGGAAGTGAGCAGATTTGGTTAGTCGATCACCAATAACCCGTGTCTAGACCTCTCTTCCATTTCGGTAAGCCTTACATAAAATCCATGGTTATGTGAGGGAACGGTTTCCATCGGGAATTCAAAGACTTTGCATTAATCCTGCTGGTCGTTGGTGTTATACCTTTACTTGTTGACATACCACGCACTAATTCCCACGAGTGGGTAGTCCGAGCGATCAAGCTATCATCGCTCCGCTTCCTATTCCTCCTGGTTCTTTCGTTTCTCGCTCTTTAGCTCCTTGTCTTTCGATTCTTTATTAACGATATGGCTATTCTTTAGAATCCTAGAATTTTAAGCCCTCGTAACTACGCCTTCAACAATGAGATTTCAAAGCATCAACTACTCTTATAAGGTGATTCCGAGATATGGATTGGTTGAGCCTATCTGCTTGGATGGAGAGATCAAATGTAGGTTGAAGGATGAACGGAATGACCGGCTTTTATTAAAATATATAACGAAAAACTGCAGACAAGCTGCTTAGTAGGTCTCTTTTCCTCTATCGGTCAAGTCTTCTACTCAATAGGCCCTATTTTAGTGGAATACTTTTCACGAACTGAGAAGGAAGGCGCCCTTTCATGTCTTATCGCCTCCAGTTCAACTCGACACTTTGGAGCACCAAACGTCAGAGCTCTTCGCTCATTTCCTTATGTGCCCCTCCCGTGCTAAAATCCACGCTAGAGGCATATTGTGATTCACAAGGTTACTACTTCTTCCTAAAGCACATAGACCGAATTAGACCAGCAATGAAAGAAAAGAAAGCTTAAGAGCGGAGAAAGAGACTAAAAGAGGTAAGTCACCCGAGGGTAGGTAAAAGAATACCACGTATACAGAGAAAAAGGTGAAATTAAACCCCAATCCTTCCACGCTACGCGCCTTGGTCAAAGAAAATAGCCGATCCTTTGTGTGCCTACACTCACTCAAAGAAACTAGGTCAAGTAGAAGCAAAGCAGATTAATGCGAACAAAAAAGGCCCGCCCTTGCTTGAGCTGCCACAAGGTCCAGACACCAACCTAACTTACCTTAAATACCAAACCCGTCCGTGGGCTAAAGATAGTGGGGATAGAGTGGAGCACCAGAGGAAGGACAAAGAGAGCCACTACAACTATCTAACTACTTATCATATTTGGGTTGGGGAAGAACCGGATAAGCCTGAGTGGAAGAACAAACACTATCATAGCTGACTACTGACTATCGATGCATTTGCAAATCTATGAAATTCCTTGGGTTAAATTGAAAGGGGAAAGCTCCCAGATTGATTTCTATTCCACTCGAGTTGATAGTGTTCCGTAAATTATACCGAGGAAAAAGGGGAGGCCTATACACTTCTTTGATGCCTGATAGCATGACTGCCCGTTGCCTGCTCTAGCTCCTATGCTCGGCACTCAGCCTAGGCAGTTCGACGATAAGGGTGCCCGATTCACATTCCATCGATGTGATGAGGCTCTCAATTTGTACAAGGCCCGGGAAGCTTCGCGCATTCTTCGCAAGCGCACAGTTCGTTCCTTGGTAGATTCAGGCCTTAGGTCCCGGTCAAGACGGGATGACTTCGACTTCCTCATCAGCATCAGGTACGGTCTGTTACCTCTCCGTCTGGGAGAGCGTATCATATTCGAACCAGATTCTCCTCAAAGGTGTTCCCATCAATTCGGCTGAGACCATGAAACTCCCGTGTTAGTCCCACACCTGATCTTGCTCCAGATTTCTACGGGTTTTAGATTCTGTTCACTGCTTCTTCACCCAATACCCCCTCATCTTCAACTGGTATTTATTCTGCCCATTTTATATCTTTTTGTTCCCTTTTATTTACTTAGCTAACTTGCAGAATTTATAGTTCCTGAAGTGTACTATTCACTGGAGAAAGAACCCCGGGAGAGGCCTATAAATCCCGGTGCTGGAATATTCGAGGAGACTCCTTCTCCTGCCAGTAATGATGACCATCCAGGTACTCAAATAAACTTTCTTTTAATTGGCGTGCCAGATTCGAATTCCATTTCTTTTAATCCTAACAAACTTTTACAAATTTTTACATTGCAGCGGAGGCACTCCCTTCTCCTACCGGGGCTGCAGTTGCTGAGGATCCCATTCCTTGATTGTAGTATGGGGCTGTAGTTTGTGGGGTTTTAGTAAGAAGTGAGGATTACCGGTTGCATTCTAGTTTTTGCTTATCAGATTCAGAGTAAGCGGACTCTAGTTAGAAGTTTGTAAGTCGCCTATCAGAATACTAGGAAGTAGGTGTCGTATCCACAGACTATAAGTTTGATTTGTAGCTTTCAGATTGCTAAGTGATCTTCTCTTTTCTGCTTTCGTATCAATGGTATTAGCAGCTCACTTATAGGCTTGGTTACTCGGGTTTAAAAGTAGAATTGCTTGCCAGGAATATAGTAAGCAGTTGGCGTTTCACTCTAGTATAGCTCGTAGTTGACCTAGTTTGATTAGTTGCTCGATCTGTAGAAGCCAGTAGTGCCTTATAGAATGCAAGGAAGGAGTTGAGTTTGTAGTGCAGCTTTCGTTTCCTAGTTTGACCACGGGGCTAGCAGTTTGATCTGTGGATCTCAGATTTGCAAGTGGTATTTTCTTGTTCAGAATAAAAGATAGAGTAGTAATATCTAGTATCCCTTTCGTATACAAGGTATTAGCAGGTCAAGTAAGGAGGAAGGATTAGTTGCTTTCCTCCGGTTTTTCTGGTTTCGCTTTCTGCTTGCCTTTCGTATACATAGTATTAGCAAGATAGATAGAAGAAAGGCTGCCGTTTGCCTTGGCTTTTGCTGTTAGTAGTTTCTCTGGTATTGAGCTGTCGTACCGCAAGTCGATTATAAAGTTGAAAGCTTGCGATTAAGTAGTCGTAGTAGCTAAAGTAAGAGTGTAAGTCGATTATGAAGTTGAAACTCGCCTATCAGAACCCAAGCTAGCTATCCGTTTTCCTTCTGGTAATAAGAATGCAAAGCCAGCTACAGGTTGCAAGTTTCCTATCAGATAAAAGCCGTAAGTGAGTTGTTAATTCTTGCTTTTGCTTTTCATATTCTTTTATTGCCTAGCCGTTTACGGAGCATTAATAGCAGTTCCAACAATGAAAGCAGGAAATAAGCTTTGTAGGCTTGGCATAAGATTGCAGGCCAGCTAGGACCCGGTATAGAGTTGCTAAGCAGTGATGGCGCCTCGAGAGATATACGGAAAAAACCCAAGCAAATAGAATCGGTTAAGTGTTGTTGACATCCTTTTAGTCAGATTAAGAGTCAGCTACAAGGTTTGTTTCAAGCCACAAATAATATTGCATTCTCCTTATCAGATTCCTTACTTGCTTTGTAGTTTTCGTATCGAGCTTTTAATTATCTCTCTCGTATCATAAGTGAATTAGCAGTTGAGAGCCAGCTATCAGATAAAAAGATGGAAATCCGTTTGCCAGCTTTACATGTAGTTTCGTATGTTTTAGTAAGTGGAAGAATACGAAGTAAGTGAATAAGCTTCTAGTTTCCATACTTATAATAGGGATTTCGAGAATTCAACTCTGGTTTAAAGTCGAAGTGAAGTGTTAATTCTTGCCTTTTAGGCTGGCTCTCTAGTTTCTCTAGATGCAGTTAATTACCATTACCTTCTCTAAGATTTCTAATACAAAATAAGAGTGGAAGGCCGTGGAGGAGTTGTCGTTTCTACTCTTTTACCTAGATATAAAGGTCGTGATATTAGGTTTCAAACCAACTATAAGAATTTCAAGTTGGAAGTGCAGCCATAAGACTAAAAGGAGCAAATAAGAATTACAGTTATGAGATTGCAGGCAGGTAGCATTAAGAGCACATATCAGATTGTACGCCAAGAATAAGAGTAGGCTAGAAAAATGAAAGCAGGCTAGAAGAATACCACTCATAAGGCTGTTTTAGGGCGGAATAAGAGTTTCAGTTAAAGGTCATAATTGCTATGTTGTTTACTACGTTTTAGTAGCTCGCATATAAGATTAAAAGGTAGTAATAAGGTGGGAAATGGGGTATTCGGATTATAAGCAGGATATCAGGAGCTAGCTAGAAGAGTGAAAGTACGACATCAGGGCGTAGCGTTAGACCGGCTATCAGATTGACAGCCAGCTCCTCGTTATGAGTAGAAGTTCTCAGCGAGTTCTCAGAATACCCGTAGAGATAAGGAGTGAGTAAATATAATGTGTAGAACACTGGGGCAAGGTAGCTATCAGAATACAGGTCAGCTCTAAGAATTGTTGTTAAGATGGCTTATCGTTTCTCTTGTTTACCAAGTAAGGAAGTGAATTAGAAGATTGAAAGTAGGAATACAAGGCTTGCTTCTCTTTTCCAGAGTATTAGTAAGCTACCCGGCTCTCGCTTATAGAGTGATAACTACAAATCAGAATAGCAAGTCGTAAGCGGATCTGTCATTTCAAGAGTCTTAATTCTAGGCTTGCTTTGTAGGCTTGGCAGTTTAATTAGCCTTTTTCTTTTATTCTCCCCTAATCTACGACTTCAAAGCAGCGTTCGCAGTGTTCCTAAGACAGAAAGAACTCAGAGCTATGTCTGGTTTAGTGGCAACTTCTCCTTGACCCTTTGATGGTAGAGGGGAGTAACTCGCTTTTAGCCCTCTACTTGCACGTCGAAAAAGAGTACCCTTAGGCACAATAGCTTAATTAGCAGATATCTATATATGTGTAGAAACCGGTAAAGAACAAATATGCGCTTCCTTTTCCTTCTGTTTATCTATCTGGTTCTTCCATAAAATCTTTCAAGAAATGAATCACTTCATAATTCACTGAGAGGAAAAAACACATCATTCGAGCCATTTTTATACAGTGATCCACGTGACCGATGTAAGCCGGCAAGTCGAGCATACAGATTTCGCAGCCCCTCGGCCAATTCCTTGCATCAATTTAGAATTAATATGGGAAAACCTCCTTTGATCATCAATTCTCGCACGAAGAAATAGGTATTCAAAAAAGCGGTGATGGAAAGTCCAAAATGGACCTTGCGATGGTCTTGAAATGCCTCCACCTTTGTTTTGTACAGCAGTGGGCAACGCTCATAATTCTTTTTCATAGGTAGGTTGGTGGATAAAGCTTATGTTTTCACCCCTAGAGCTTTGCTCATGAATGCTATGGCTCTTTCCCCTTTGCTTGCCCTCGTTCTAGCTAGCCCCAAAAAAGGACAGGACCCACAGGGCAATAAATAGTAGATCATGTCCTAACCAACCAACATAACATAAAGAAAGAATAAAGCGGTCGAGAAGTGATCGAAGCATCGGTGAAAGGAATCTACCCACTTAACACACGCGATTTAGAGATTGAACCCTTGCCGCTCAAAACTTCCCAATCAAACGCTCCGCGCCTGGCTAGCAATCTCACCGGTGAAGTTAGAGCTCTATAACAAGCGATGAGGTTGCTCGGAACGGATCAAAGGCAGTATTAAACGTTGCCACCTTAAACTACGAAATAGGCTAGATGACCAGAAATTGAAGATGAAATAGCTGGTCCAGCAATTACATTTCTGAGGTCTGGCACCACATTGCTTTAGAGGAATATAAGGAGCCTGCCTAACGTTCCATAAGAGGAAAGGCATCTAAACAAACAACACATACATAGGATGAAATTACATAGAGTCAACAAAAAAATAATTAATAAGTGAAATCTAAAAAGCAAACAGTAAGCGTTAAATCAACAAAACAAGCAAAGGCATCGCAGCGTATCAACACCAGGTTGACTAGTTGCTGATTCAATAGCTGACTTCCTACTACGTAAACGAGAACTCCTTCTTCGCCGCTGGCTTATTAGACTTATAGCAGGCTTTAAAACCGGATAGCAGGAATTAAGGTATCGAAACGACATACTTATTACTGCATTTACAATCCGATAAGTGACTTGAGTTCTTATAGCTAACACCAAACCTGGTAAGCGAAAGAGGGATTTCACAGCTATAGACCAAAGGCTTATTTGTCCAATTCTTACCTTCACGGCTCAAACAATAGATACTACTGCTTCACAACAAGAGATACGAAACCTAAAAGCTATTTCGCCACTAGTTTATACATCATGCCCCATCCAAGACCCCCGCTTCTTTCCCATCAAAATAGTTGTAGGCTAAGTGCTCGCTTCAACCGCATCTTGCCCTTATATATATATTGCCCCTGGTCATTCATATTTATTTGAAGCTCAGCTCAAATCTATCTCATGTTCGTCTTCCTTAACTAGTAAGCTAACTAACTGAAATGGAAGTAGTTAATGCAGTTTGAGTAAGCAAGTGTAACTCGATAAGATATATGGCCCCTAATATGATAAGTAGGGGCAATGGCCTATTGAAGAGAGCTAACACACATGGGAATAGGCCTTTTTGAGTTCGGAATAGATAGGCCAGTCACAAGGAGGTTTTTCCAAAAGGGAAGATAGGTTTGTATAGAAAAAGGGCTGCTAGCAAACTCATAAAGTATGAGTTTTTTCGAAATCTGAACGGGATATTCATTCGATGTCTTAAGTATAGTTCCAGGTGCAATAAGTATGCCCATTTCAAGCCCGATCAATGATCAAAAAGTCTGATTCGCCTATGGGCAAAAACACTACTTTTGTCTCAAGGCAAAATCAATGAAAAAATACGGTGTTTCGTACTTTGGTGGTTTTTCTCGTCTCATGACTTTTTCCCATCCTGACGAACTCCCTATTTGTCAAAACCTAGACTTATTACTACTACGAAGCTTCTTTCTCAATACAATAAGAAGACCTAGCCCTATGACTGCCATTAAGACTACTGCCTATTCCAGTGGACAACAAAAAAAGAAATGACGCCTATTCTAGACCTTACACTTGTGACAAGGCTAGTACAATGTTATGAGTGATTGCTTCTTGTCCTTCCCTTGCTTCAGTTTATGCCTCTACTAAACCTGTTACCGTCTCTACGTTACCTGGAACTAAACCTTCTCTTGTCTATCTATAAAAACGGGTTACCTGCCTTTCCAACTGCTACGGGTCCTTGACTACTAGCCTTTGCACAATACTTGGCTTCAGCAGAGGAAGGAGGCAAGACACGAAATTCCTAATTTCACTCGATTTTGGCAATTACTAAGCTTGAAAAAAACGCAAAATATTATTTATCTACAGTTCATTAAAAAATACGTCTCTATATACCTTGCATAAAACCTTTTCTTTCCATCCCTTGCCCATGCATCAAGCTACAAACTTACTCTCTTGCATCCAGTGAGTAACTACTCAGTTACAAGGTTAGGAAAACAAGCAAGAACAGCCTTTTTGGGACAATTCTCGTTATTAAATAGCTGTGTTTTTTCATCCTATATCAGATTTCCAGCATCTTAGTAAATAGCTGCTCCTTAGCGAGTAACTACTAATTAATGTTACGAACCAAAAGCTTTCTGACTTCAGTCAATACTTGGTGTCCTTCCTACTAGAATGCATGCAGACCTAAAAGCCTATCTTTCTCAACCTTTGAATTGAGGTTCTACTGACGCCAATTCATCTGCCCCTTACTACTGATTTACCCTAATACTTTAGGTAGGAACTATGGTTTACCCTTTCTAAGTAGCTTTCCCGTGCGTGTGAAACCCTACTTTAAAAACAGTAAGCTAGAAAATAAATCTCTTTGGAATAAACATTTATTCTCGCACTATTCGCACTATTCTGATTTCTCACAAGCTTCTTCCGAGTAGTTTGCAAATCGAACCTTAGCGGCCTCGTCTCGTGGGAGAGCTTTTGCTGGGAATAAATTAGGAAAAAAAGGAATCTCATTCATTTTTTACCCCCTGTAGGAACTTTAGCTTTCCAATTGCTTAATGGCTTTCAATGAGGAAGAATGAGGGATGACGGAATGCATGATCGATCTAGACCTTCCATGGTTTCGGTGGAATAAGGGATGGATTATGGGGAAGAGTGGAAAGTACACAGAGGCCCCTAATAAAGAAGGAAGGCTAGGATTCAGAGCAGCATCAGGTGCTCTCTCGCCTATAAAGAATTTGGCGATACTTTATTAGATCTTCTCGCTGGAACCTGGAGCTCCTCGGTTGAGAGAAAGGATAGGGTAGGGCCCTTGACTTTAAGTTACCTACCCGCTCTTATATATAAATCAGCGGTGCGAACAAGAGCAATTGCACCTTCGAAAGCAGGCCTAGCAGAGAAAGATGTGCATTGATTTGATTCAAGCTCCATCAAGAGATTTATGGATTCCAGCACTTGCATAGATTAATTGATGGGCCCGCGCCTGGGCTTGCTACTAAAGCTTTTCCCGGCTACTTAGACCAACCCGCCTACTTAGACTTGGGATCTCCTGGCTGCTTTGACTCCTTAATGCCCACAAGCGCAGCTGCGTACCTTGGCAAAGAAACTTCTACGCGGAGCTTACTCATTTCATCTTTCCTGGGCACGCTATGCTTTGTTTCCTTATAAGGGGGCATGATAAAATAGGTCAACCTTGCCAACTCACTACCTGTTTCAGATTAGCCAGCCTATTAACGAGTGAGTCTTACACCAAAAGAATTGACAAGCGGAAGAGTTTCAAGTAGGGAGGGTCAGTTTTAGAATCACCGTATGGGCCGAAGAAAGAAAGATTTTACCAATAATATGGCCGAATATGCAGCGTGTATACTCGGTATAGAAAAGGCCCTATAAAAAAAAAAGTCAGCCACATCCTCATTATAAGCCAAATTAAAGGGGAGTGGAAAACCTAGGAGGAAAATAGGATTCCCAACTTTGAATACCTAGAAAAACTAATAGTGGACTTTGATGAAATTCAGTTCACCTACCTATCCCGCAACCGAAACTCATACGTGGATGCCCTTGCCACATTAGCAGCCTGGATAGAGTTCACTGATGCTATCTATATGATGTTACCCCGATGCCCGTACTCTGCGGGTCTATCATCTACTACTGTTTCTGGAAGATATAGTGATCAATAGCTTTCTTTATCCACAATTGATGAATTCCCCGGAGTACTCCTCTTTTCAAGTTAAAGATGACTCAAGCTTCTTCGCTACTAGCTTACCAATTTGCGGCTTTGTCAACAGACTTAGTTCCCTTCTGACTGAGTCCTCATACACTGGATAAAATTATCTTATCATTATGTCACAAGAGCACTGAATTCTTAATCTTCTCTCTTTGAGTGGTCCATTCCTCTGCATCCATGAGGGTTCTCTGAAAAGCAAATCATTGCACCTTTCTCAAACAAAGATGAACAAAGCACTACCTTTATTTAGGAGGAAAAAAGCGAAGGCAGTTGGAATAGATCTGATTAGTTCATTCACTGTTTAGATAGATAGAAATTTTTTCTGCTTTACTAAAGCCTCATCTTCCCTATCTCAAAAATACAAAAGAAGTCCATCATGCACTCCTACACACAGCCCTTCCTTTAAATCGGATCAGTCCTTGATGTTGTGTGTATTTTGCATCTTCACCAGGATTTTCACTCAGCTTCCTTGCTAGTTTGGATATCCAAGGGTCATTACTGTAACTTTGCTTAAGCTCTACAACCCCTTGAGGAAGTAATTAGGTTACAGCCATTAATTCACTTTTATTCACCCCAACTTCTTCAATATGTTCTTCCCTCCTTGAAAGTGCATCAGCCACTTTGTTATCTACTCCTCTCTGAAATTCGATTTTTTAATCGAATCCCAACAGTTTGCATAGCCCCTTGTGCTGCAGAACATGGTGTATTCTTTTTTCCAGTAAATGTTTCAACCTCCTTTGGGCAGTTTTAATTCAAAATTTACCACCCATTAAGTAAAGCTTACACTTGTGAACGGCTGTCAACAAAGCCAGAAACTCCTTTTCATAAGTGGATAACCCCAAACTCTTAACTCCTAGCTTTTTGCTCAAAAATGCAATGGGTCTCTTTTATTGCATTAACACTGCCCCTAGACCTTTATCACAGGCATCTGTCTCAACTCAAAAATGCTTTGATTCGTCGGGCAATGTAAACACTGGTGCTTTAGTCATGGCATCCTTTATAAAAAGAAATGCCTTCTCTGTCTCATGGCCCTATTTGAAAGCATTTTTCCTTAATAGCTCGGTTAAGGGTCTACCGATTATGCCATCCATAGTTTCTTCTTAATTTTATGTAATATCCGGTTAATCCCAGAAATCCTCGCGCATGCCGGCCCTTAAATTTGTGGGTGTTGGCCACTGAACCATAGCTTCAATCTTCTTTTCTCTATTTTACTAAATACAGCATAGAGGACGTAGCTTATCGTAGACCACCCTCAACCTTACGGTTGAGCCTGTGATCGTGGACCACCCTTCACACCGTTTTTAAGTACCCTTTTATTTACCCTATTTCACTTTCGGGTCACAAGAGAAGTCTTTTTCTTTCCTTGAAACTCCTTTCCCTTATTCTCTTATAGAATCAGATGATAAGCTTACATCTTCTATTGTATTAGTCTCTCTTTCTTCCAACCAAAGTAAGTAAATTCTGCAAATGCTCAGGTGGCTCTACACTAAATACAAAGCTCGCTTGTTGAAAGCTGGGCTACTAGTTTGGAAAATTAAGTTCACTCAACAACTGCAACAGCTCTTATATGTGACTCGCTTGTTTCAACAAATTATACTTACTTGTTTTGCAAATGCAAAAGCTAGGGTTCGTTATCCGGTTCAAAAGTCAATAAATCAAGCCACCCAGTCGGAAGGGAAGATAGCTTTATGCGGTGAAACCTGGAGTCAAGGTTTCCCTTTTAAAGTAGGATCTATCACAAGGAAATACTGCTCCTTCAATATCCAAATTACCTTGCTCAAAATGCTAAGCTATGAAACTTTTCCTTGCAATTTATGTTCCATAAACCGATTCTACTGTTGGTGAAAAAGAAAGTGCATTTCTACGTTCATTGATTTTTGCTGAATCCAGTAAGTAAAGCGTATCGGGAACACTGGCGCAACACTAAGAGTGCTATTTACTAAGATTCCCTACGAAAGAGTGCTATTTACTAAGATTCCTATATATATATAGATAGAGGGTGCCGGGTCTAAAGTAACTACAGCGGGTGGGTCTAAAGCACAGAGAAAAAGGGCTGATCTGTGAATAGGAAAAAGAGCACTTTCATTCAAAGTCATCGTAGATTAAGTGGTTTCAGTGGGTGTATACGACATTTATTGTGTGTATTTGTTCTTTCCAAAAGCCTCCTTGGATAGGAAAGGTTCTACTATTTCACCTAGATTCTCTATATAAGCTCTCATAGAAATAGCAACAACTTTTGCCATTGAAGAATCTGGGGAACGTATCTTATCTCTAATCAGTGAATGCAATTCTTCGAGGAAGGTGCCCCTCAGACATCCATCTTTATGGCTGACATAAATAGCAGACCCTAGAGTGAAACTTAGATTAGGTGAATTAGGCATTAATACATCATATGAAATAGTAAGCTTAGCAACGCTATCGCTATTAAGTGAAGGAAAAAATATAAGTAAGAAAAGCTTTATGGCACTCTATAAACAAGGTACTACTACATCCAGCTCCTAAGAGAGTGCACGGAAAGAACCTAGCATTAGTCCTTGGCTTATCCTTCTTCCTCGAAGTCGAAAGCGAATGGGATCAGTCAAGACAATAGTAAAAGAGTGTTCTCTACTTATGAGTTAGGCGCTTAAAGAATAGGAATCGAGTGAATTTCTTCTTCACTAAAAAAGAGATCGTTGTTCAAATGTGGTTTGCTTGCCATTTTGACTATGCTTTCTGTGGTGAAATTTTGCCTACTCTTCACTCTTGCTTTAGTGGTCAGTCGAACAACAGAAGTCCTCCTGATTCTATGGCAAGCTTTCTATCGAGAAAAGAAGATAATAAATGGAAAATGAACTTATCTGCGGATAAGATTCCTCTCAGCTTCCTCTTGAGCCAGTCTCTATTTATATTATTTAAAAAAACTATGCACATCACGCATGTAAATGCTTTTCACGTGATTCCATCGTTTGACCTGTTCGAGGAAATTCCCCTCCAAAAACATCTGACCCTAGATTGCACCAGAGGTACCATTTTGACAATAAGCTTCGTAAGCTTCTAGGAGCAGCATTGCAATGAGTTTTCCAGGGTTTCTCCTTTGAAGAATTGAGTGAGGGTAAATCCAAGATCGACTTAAAGAGATGACTATCAATCGCTTTCCCGGATTGATCATAAAACGCTTTTTGATAAAAGCTCTTCACATTTGCCACATTTGTATCATCAGCAAAGAAGATCCCCATATAACCATTCCTATTCATTAGAGTATTTTATTTTACACTATAATGAATCAGGTTATCATAAATCAGTCTGTTTATTATATAGATAGGTGGTTTCAGAGAAGAAAAGGCCAAGCTATAATATTTGGCAATGTCTCGTGCATGCTAAACAGTTGCTAGAAAGTTTTCGTGCACTGTGTAGATAGGTATATTAGACATTATACAAAGGTTAATGACATAGCAAGCTATAGCAGCATCCTTCTTTCTGGTGTATGAAATTGGCAAAGGTGGACGGACCTCTTAGTATTTGCGCGATACCTTGGTACAATCAATGTAATTTTCTTTCTCTTCTTTCTCCGCCACATAAATATGTATTTTGTGAATCAGGGAATCCTGTTGGTCAAATAATGATTTGGAGAACGGACTGGTTTATTAAAGTCGGAAGCAACCCTCGTTTACTACTGTCATCAAATGGTTGATGGCTGGGAATCTATTCTCTCAGAACAACTTGATGAATATATTAGCTATCTTGTACCTTTCATTCTTTTTGAGACTGAAGCCAAGTGCATTTATTATATCTGATGTTGCACTTTGTTTTGTTTTACCATACACTAGAGGAGTATATACTTTGGACACATAAAACCCATCATAAGTAGCAAAGCCCGTGTTAAATGTACTAGTTTACCTATAAATTGATTCCGCGCACTAACCATAGGAATTGCTTTTATAGGTCAGTGTTTCAGTGATAGGGAACGATCAAGAGCACTGGCAGTTTTATAGCAGGCCATGCATAGGTATCAACAGATGTGGCGTTCGAGCGCATCAAAGTGCTTCAACATGGAAAAAATATATTCATCTGAGAAGGGGTGTGCGAAGGTTAGTAGTTTCCTTCATACCTACCCCCCCGCACCCTCGACCTACTCAAGTTGTCTACTTTCATCGCTTACAACTCGAATCATGACTACTATTCCGAATTCCAATTTCAAGTCCTCCATTCTGTCTTTTATAGCCGGTTGAGATTGCTTCATGCGACCCCCTTCAGAGGTGCTTCAACTGGTCATTTCTCCCACCTTGGAGGCCTATTCTATATTATTAGATATTTCGGCCATTTCTTACTAAACGATGAAGTACCCTCACATCCCCGGGCAAGCAAGTCTATCAACTCGCTTCGTTCGCTGCTAGTTCAACTAAAAATACGCCTTCTTCTTCAGCCAAGTATACAAATATGAGGGCAAAGGATTCCACTTCAACGAGAAGTGGTCAAGCCAGTAATAATCTATCTGGATCGGATTCTTCAATACTTAATCTTCGGTTCTGCTGACCTTTAGCTGTCAATTCATAATAAGCCGTGTCTCCAATCAGTTCGTGATCAGTCTTCCACTCACTTCAAATTCACCAATCTATTTTTTTACTTTATAGGATCAGACGCTTATCACTAATTGATCCAACGGAAACAATGCAACAGTCTTTCATGAAAGCGCCCTTAATATAATGGGGCCGCTTCCCTGCTGTGCACTCTGGGATTTTCCAGTAGTTTCATATGGATGGTGGGGCTCTTCCGAGATTAAAGCATTTCTTTTTTCAAAGGAGTTTCCTGGAACTTTGCATTTGGTTTTCACCAGGAAGATCGCTTTCTTTCCTCTCCCGTTGGTCGAGCGACTGACTTTTCGTTCCATAAAGAAGATTGGGAGAGTAACGTATAATGTGTCCTTTGTTCGCAACATGCCGTAGTTGCTCACTGAGTGGAAAAGAGTAGTTGCTCACTGAACAAAGAAGCCATTCTCGGACACCTACATTCCCAGCTAGGGCAAATACATGAAGTCGGAGTGATTCCAGCGCGATCCACTTTAGAGGGAATAGGTCCCGATCTTTCTAGTCTCTCTTATTGCCTTTCCTTATCCAAGTCATCCAGCCAGTGTGTTCTTATTTTCAGTGCCATTCTGCGTGGAAAAGAGGTTATCGCTGCGCCCCTCTGGTGTCCGCCGTATAATATCCGTTCAGTCGTGGAACGCTCCGCGCCTTTTGTCAATTTTCAAACTGGCCGCTTGGGTACCTCTCTATTTTTGGGAGAAGGTGTATCCTGGCAAGTACTTTAATAAGTATGCTGTGCTTGGTAATGATGTGTGCATTGTCGATAAGCAGGTTGTGGCTCTGTATCGTGAAAGAGTTTCAAAGCTGGCAACTTGACTCAAACAGTTTGTGTGCCGGGTTTGTGCATTGCCCTTGTACATCAGATGATAGAAGATGATGGAAAAGAGGTCTCCCCACGGGATAGCTTGGCTTCTGGAAGATTAGAAGTCCTTAGCTGGTAGAGCTTCAGGTGGCTATAGGGCGGATATTATCTACAACTACAGCGGGAAATGAGTATGCAAGCAGGAAAGACAAAAAGAAACTATATGCTTCACACATTCTATACGGTCCTACCTACCGGGAAGCCTAGAGGTCACTTTAGCCTACCTATGTGCTTCATCGTCAAAAGAGAAAATAGTTAGTTATGTATGGCGGAAATAGAAGAAAAGATGACTTAGCCAAAGCACACCTAATCTTATCAACCCAAGCCGAAATTGAAAGTGAAGTTAGAACCCAGGTTGTTCGACAAAAGCCCAATTGAATCAATATGTAATCAACACGAGCAGAAAAGAGGCAAATATCAATAGCATATGGACAGATGTTCAGTTATCGAAGTTGATCTGCTAGTCTTACCATCTGTGGAGTGCAGAACCCGACCACTCTTCCCTCTCTCCTTCCATAGGATAGTTCGATGGGATTCCACTCGCTGCTCTTTCCTGCTTGCGTAAAGTATGAGTAGTTCCCCAGGGAAGGCAAGACATTTGGCATAAATATGTAAGTTGTTTTTTCCTTTTATTGCCTAGTGCTAGTTTACTTCGGTGCTATTGAGTTTTCCCTTGCATCCGGTGCAGGGTGGGAGTATTAGTCAGTTTGCCCAGTTGGAAAGCTTGGAAGGTTAGATGCTCCTCCGGGCTGCTTATCTTCTTTCTTATTCCCGGAACTAGTTGCTTCTTGTCCAGTAGGAACATAATTACTAGTCGGTTCTGTTGGTTAATTAGGTGCTGCAGCCGAGCTTATTGACTGTGCTCATTCCCCTGCTTGCTTCCTTGGTAGGAAAGTTGGCCTAGTCCAGAGCTTGTGAGCTTGTCCCTTGCGTGTTTCGTCAATAGTGTATATTTTCTTATTGGTTCAAATTGCTATTCCTATTTCCTATTCCCATTAGAGGAAGGCCCACTCCAAGTAATTACCTGTACATACCTACTCGAGCCCCAAGAAAGATTCGAGTTGAGTTCGAAATATTGCACTACCCCCTTTCCCTGATGGACTACTTACTACTCTGAAATACTGTGCTAATCCTACCTAATAAAACAAAATGCTAAAGGAAAAAGCCCATACCAATGCTTGTACTACAAATCCTGCTGCTTTAAAATAATATTATACTTATCCTCTACCTTCTTTTCCGAGACTTGGCTACTCCCAATCCGATGTGTACCCATGTCAATACCAATCACTTCTTTCTTGAAATCAACTCGAGACATGAACTTACATTTCCTCTTATTATAGTAGATAAATTCGCTGAAGTAGAGAAATTTGCTGAATAACGGAATGAAGAGAAAGTAATACACATTCACATTCAGATTATAGACCTGCTTGACATAGACCCAGGTGACCTACTTGACCCACTCTTGACTATTTGGAATCCCCTAATGACTACTTTGCTTATGCTTTGATAACTTACCGATGAGCCTACTCTCTCTCTCTTATACTATTCACTAGCCCTCGCATATACTAAACCTGGCACATTCACCTGTTTTGAACCTTTGCTTCTTCACGTTACCTAGGCTACTAGCTTACTGGCTCGCTTGCTAAGTACAAGTCAAACTACTAGATAGATAGGTTAGGAATTGAACTCTATAGTAATTTATGTGCTTCTGCTAAATACTATTTTTCTCAACCGAGTCCCGCATTAATATGATAAGTGTAAACGGCTTACTTGAATTCTCAATCTCGATACTACGGTTATTAGTAGAAATCGTTTGTTTAAGCATAAGCCTAGTCACTCGCTTACCTTAATTCAGCTTATGGGTGAGTTCACTTACTTACCCGGCGTATCTTCTCTGCCCTACCCGGCTTCTCTTCTTTCAACTTGTTTACTTGCCATTGCTACCAATTAAGACTCTTTTTATACAACTCCCTGAACGAAAACTTTCTTTATCACACAAACCGCAAGGACACACACCTATGTTAATGTCTAGATATTTTTAATGTATATCTTTTATATCTGCTATTACATAAGTTAATTTATAGATATCCTATCTGCTATGTAATAAATACACATAATTTTCTTGCTTTTCTATTTGCTTGCATTTATATATATATATACGCCGTATCTCTTTTTCCTGCTTCAACCTTACCCACTTCTAAGTCTCAGGCATTTCGACCGTCCGTTTCAACAGTTCTATTCAAACCGTGGGAGAGGCTCTTCTTCTCGAGGTCGAGGAAGACGAATTTCGTTCTTCACAAAAGATCGTCCACAGTGCCAAATTTGCCTCAAGTATGGTCATACGGCTGCTGTTTGCTATAACCGACTTTATCCCACCAAATGGAGGTATGACGACCAGGGCCTCGTCAGTCCTGGAACATTCTGATCTCTGGCTATGCAAGGCACGGTCATTTTAGCCGAAGAGTCCTTTAAAGAGATGGCTCCGGGTACAAAGCCCCTTTGGTTGCGAAAGGCTTCACTCCGGAGTACGGAATTTATTATGAGGAGACCTTGACTCCTCTTGCACGTATGCCCACTGTGCCCTCCCTTTTAGCCCTTGCTGCTACTCGGGCACTACATCAACTTGATGTAAGTAAAGAATGCATTTTTCAATGGTGACCTAGCGGAATATTTGTACATAGCACCACCACCGGGTATATCGGTCGCTCCCAACAACCCATAATGCCACGACTTTCATCTAAAGAAGTAGCTTTCACCCCTCGTGCCCTATTATGAGGGAGAGCCTAAACCGTTGGGCCACCCACAGGAAGGAAGAGCATTTCTCTTTGTCTATTCACCGAGTCCTCATAGTAAGAATAAAACCCTATAAAAATAAATTCACAGACATTGGTTGACAAGACAGACCTAATTCCAATCCATTCCTTTACATCTTATCAAACAAGAAAGGAATACCGGCCTATATTCCTGCCTTTCCCGTAACAAAGCAATTTAGAGTCCTAGAATACCAGACCAGCATCAACCTACTGCTTGACTCTATTATATATGAATGGGTACATATATCAGAATTGAGTAAAGTTGACAGGCGGGTGTATCCTATTATGACCTCTCCTTTGCGACTTTTGTTTTCTTGCCTACTAGAGTACTGACGTGAACGGAGCCTACTTATTTCTGGGTAGCATCGTTACCAGGGTTTGGAACCATGTGGTGAGAGGTGTGTGAATGACCCAACATGTTTGGGATGGGTGGCTGGCTTTCTGTTCACTTTGAACCCGAAGTTCCCTCTTCTGGTTAAAGATCGGCCTTGCCTTGTCGAGTCTGTTTTTCAATGGTTGGCTGGAGGGCCTACGTTACGAGCTTTTTGGTTGGGCTCTACACTACGGCAATGCTCGATGCTATTGGTTTCGTCGGCGAGGGAAAATCAAGAATAAACCACCAAAACCTCAGGGCCTTATCGCCTAGACCTCACGTGTCTGAAGCTGAGATGCGAGTCATTGAATATATAAAAGACCACCTGACAAACCTCGCCTCGAAGACTGGCTAAGCACTAGCCTCCTCGCACATCTGGGTTTGTCCCATTATAGACAGACTCGGGAGAACCGGTGAGATCCTATAGCTGGCTCTTAAGAATGGCTTGGTGGGAATAGAAATATTCCAATTTGTTTTTTGGGATGGATGCAAAGAGAGTAGCAGTTCCTATCTCTCAGCTCAGATTATAACACCGGCTGTTACGCTGCCAAGCCCCGTGACGCCGCGCTTTAACTCCTAGCTCGTTGACGGAGTAGTCAACGAGTAGGATTGCCTCACTTCGTCCCTTCGTTCGGACTTACTTAGTTAAGATAGCTTACTCGGGTGTGAAGGAACCAGAGCACGTAACTAAAAAACTCTTCTCCTTATCCTGCATAAGTGCTTGAACTTTATTAAATCCAGACTAAGTTTGGAAGGTGAATGTCGAGCTGGCTTTCTCTTTCATGCACTTTCAAAACATGTGGACTTGAATCAGCACTTTTGCCTCTTGCTTCCTTTGTTCATTCATAAATCGAAAGTGCGTTCCCTTTCAACGTCGATTGTTTAATTAGAATATATAAAGTACGATTTGGTCTAGCATTTGCTAACTCAACTCATTATGCCATTGGTGGAAAAAGCAAATGGTGGTTATTTCTCTCTAGAGGTATCAAGCTCACGCACAGGCGCAGAGGCAATCTTCTAGATAACTCTTTACAGAGCAAGCCACCTAATGGAATGAGAACAATGAATGGTTGATACCTTGGCCAATGAATGTGTCTCTTTTTTCCCCCCTTTCAAAAATAAAACGTGACGTCGTAGCTGTGGAGAAATAAACCCATGACCACACCCACTATTTCCTTTCACTTCTTTTTTCTTTATTTAGAGATCGCCGCCCCGTACGTAGCTCGTTCCTTGTTGGATGGACTTCTTCAACCTCTCATTCTTGGATTAGCCAGCTCGCTTAAGGCGGAAGGGAGTAAGCTATTTCTCTCAGTGTCAGAGGGGCGCAAATAACTCTCTAAGCACTGGTGGACGCTGAGCGTGCGTTTGTGGATGATAAGAAACTGGCGCTTTTGCTTTATTCCAAAATTCTGTATGAGCAATTTGGCCTTTCAAATTAAGTGGATTTATTCTCTTTGCCTCCTTTTTCTGATTGAATTTGACTTTTTTCTAGAGAATAGCATTGGCTTGCCTTCTGGCAAATACTTAAGGCCCGCCCGATTTTGATGTTTCCCCTAGTTTACCAAAATTCCCCTACTAAGGAGGCTAGCATATAACGGGGAGGCCTGGCAGGGAGGAGAATGGGTTATTCAGTGTGACAGTACGGTCCGCTATGAACGATTTGTTGCATGCAGCTCAGGCAGTGCTTCAAGTGAGGATAAATGCCAATGGCTCAGAGTGGCTCGATATCTCGTTCGAGTAGTTATTCAACTTCATAGTAGCAATAGTTCTTTCGAGATCGTAGAGGCATTCCTGGATCCTCGCAGCAACACGAATTAAGTATAAGATCTTCGTAGCAAGAAGTATAAACTTTTCTAAATACGAAACGTTAAGGCACTTCCAATTCATTCAGCTAGTAAGGCTAGTAGGAGAATTTCCCCATTTAAGTCATATAGAGCAAAAGGTCTGAGGATTCCTTGAAGCACCTACCTTATTGATTGGAAGCAGGAAAAGCGGGAAGTAAAGCCAATTTAAGATGAAGGGGCGAAGCGATTGATCCGGGTGACTTGAATCAGATCCAACCTATGCAGCGGGCATACATTGACTGCACTTAATCTGGGGAAAACTTACTATCACCACGTCTGAAACAAGAACTGAGATCACGGAGATCAAATCAATCCAATGGGGGCCGGCGCATCGCTTTCATACCCAACAATCCTAGCCGAGTAGTTAAACAGGTACCCTACTACTTGAACTCGTACTTGAACTGGATGCTTACCACGCCTATCCAAGCGAACTAGGCGAAGTGAGACCATTAGCTCTATCATTTCCAGACGTCGTTCCTTCGCTCACATCAAGTTCCCTTCCGAGCTGCCTTCGTGACAAAAAAGACCCCCTCCCTGGGATCTGCTCTAGCCTCACTCCTCACTTTTCCACTATTAAGGACTATATGGGAAAGAGAACAATTAAAGTCATGGTCTGTGATCGTAAAAGGAATAATATAAATCCGATATCTCTGACAGTACCTACATCTACTAGGGATCGCATGAAGACGCGTAGGGCCTGCTTCGCAAACTACATCCACCTGCCAGGACGCTTCAGTAGCTGCCTATGTCATTCACACCTCTTCTTCTATGGTGAGAGGAATGCCTCTCTACACAGTTCATGAAAACTCTCTAATGCATTTCATGCTGCTAAGCTTGCTACTATCTATGCTGCAGGAGTTATTACCTGAAAAAATCCTCTCTATCAGGTCAATACCTGGATAACATCTTCGCTTATTCCAAAATGCTGCATTCTATTACAGGTGAAGTTAAACTGCCTCCACTCTTTAGTAGTGTGTCGGTGGCTAGCATATTGAGGAACGGCTTTCAAACCAACGAGGTGATTATTGATCAGGATGTCATGGAGGCTGCATTGATTTCACTGGAACCTAAGGCACTCAATGCCTCACAAAGGAAGACGTGGGCTAAGCATCGAGATGAACTCTTCAATGCTTACTCCGACTATACTTATTGTTTGAGTCAGGGTGGTGGGTGCGGTGGTTATTATTTCCTAATCCAGGAGTTCATTAGATTAATGGCTCTTTTCCGTGGTAGTTTAGCGGTCCACCCATAGATAGGGTTTCGTTTTAATAATTTTTTTTCTGGTGCCTCGTTGACTGAGTGATGGATTTCCTAGCTCTTCTGAATCAGAAAGATAAGAGCTTTGCGGGAGGGATACATCCCAAAAGTTCTAATTCATGGTGCAACACCAGACGGAATTCGGAGGTGTAGTACCCAGAGTGTTTTGCATTTGGATGAAGGTTCACCCTCGACTATCAATAAGTGTTTTTGAGCAAGCCCACCAAGGCTGCATACTAAAAAAACTGCGGCATACTCCTCCTGTGTGTTCCACGCTAGGCACCAATTCAAGTAGCGAGGAGCGAGATGGTTGCCAACTACTGCCCTCTGTGGCAGGGTATGCTCTACGAGCCAAGCCTGCACAGAGAATGAGGTGAAGGTTAAGTAGAAATGAGAGGATAAGGGAAGGCTTTGATAGCGCTTAAAGGTCGTCTATAGAAAACTCGGTGCATTCATCTTACACGATTTTCCTGGTGTAAAGATAAAGTCTCAGCGTAAGCCTACCTTCAAAGAGGAGATAAATTTCTCAATGGAATAGCCCCAGAGATAGAGTAGAAAGGTCTCTACCCTCAAGCCTAGCTGAAAATCCATCGCACGCGCCTCAGATAGCTTCGACCATCCATTGGGGGTGCGGAGGTTTTTCTCTCAGTGAGATCTAATTGAATAGAATACTCTTTCGATAGAATACTCTTTCGTGAGACTACCACAACGAATTCCACTCATTAGCGACCTATAGAAGTCCGGAACTCCTTGATACTGGGCTGTGTCACCTCTACATCTGATGTGTAGCTGAAAAAAGGAAGGAGGAATTCGGCAAAGAACTGGAAATCCAATAAACTAGCAAATTCAAAGAAAATAGATAGGTTCGCAGAAAGGAAATTCACATCGGGAGTCGGATCGGCACAAGTTGGCGAGCTTAGGTTCCTGGTCTCTTATCCCTCGGAATCGGGACACGCATTTTCGTCAGAAGCACCTGTTTCTTCAGACAAACTGGACTAGGCCCATTTGGAAATAAAATTTGGGTAGCTTTGCTTGGGAAGACAAACAATCTCCTCTGGGACTTTGAGATAAAATTCTCTTCCCTTACCCGCATGCACCCAGACCCGAAAAAAGAACGGAACCGGGGAAGATGCCTGGCAGAGTCAATAAGGCGTGGATTGATGAGGAGGTTTGTGTTGCTTTGACTCGATGAAGGCGGGTTCGCTCGCTTGGTTATGTGAGCTTTGTAAGCCTTGCACAAATAAAACTCGCACAAGAAAGAAGAAAATGGTGAATTCAATAAAAGTATTCCTGGCGCATGAGAATGGTCTTACTAATGAGAATAGTTAGGTAGGTCGGTCAAATGCTTAAAAACAAGCTTGACTACCAGGTTGGATGCTATTTTGACTCTAAGGAACTCTTTCAACAAGAAAAGAAAGAAAAGAAAAGCGAAGGCGCGCAGCGATTGATGATCTAAAAGAAAGAAAGGTAGAATTGGTTGATTATCTGATTAAAGATATCATTCTACTAGCTGGAGTAATGTTGGTATTTCAGGCAATAATTGCGCAGTTCTTCCGTGTGGACATTACAACAAAGAGAACAATCTCCGCACTAGCTATGACTATATTTAGACAGGAAAACTATAGACGCAGGATCCGGTACAATCTTCTGTGGTCCACACATTCATTCATTGCCCAGATCTATTTCTTTATTATTTGCAAGAGATTTCATTCGCATTTTGTAAGATATTCACCACTTACTTTTGGAAGTGAGAGTAGGGGATGTAGATGGAAGCAGTCAAACTTTTGAATCGAGGCGCGGAGCGACGAAGAAATATGGAGACGAGGAAAGCAGCTACTCGTATTTTCTTTTGACTTGAAACGTAGGCAATACATAATGATATACGTTATGTGATTGATAAGTTAAACACACACCGAAGAGATTAAAAAACTAGGAAAGGTAAAGACGCGAGATAAGATAGGTCATTTTGCCTAGCCCCTGATTTATGAATGGGTGTCCACTACCTACAGGCAGGAGTTTTTCTCTATCTTCACTTTCATTCAAAGAGCTTTAGCCTGCTTCTTCTATATATTCAGCCGGCTTCTATATAATACCCAAATGTTTATGTAAGCACACCTTTCTTTTTGCTTGTATGGAAGTCCAGCATTCATTTCTTTCTTACTTAGGTCTCCTCCTTTCAAGAAAGATAGAAGAACGGTATAGCAGGAACAGTGGACTAGGGCATGCATTCTTCTATTTCATAGGAAAGATCCATTGGTATTGATTGATGGGAAGGCGTAGGATGTAAAGACCAGATATAGCTGCCCATTGGAGAGCTACTTCAACCTACTACTCTATGCGATATTTTCTATTAGGCCATGCTGGAAGACAACTCTGAGCTACTTTATGGTATCGAAGAGCAACTCGTTCGAAAATGAGGGATCTATTTTGCCCTATTGAGTGGTGAGGCCTTATGAAGACTGGAAGTATCTAATTGAAGCTCCACCAGGGTGGCTTCAGCCAGCATTGGCAAGACAAACTATTCGATTGGAAAATCAAGCGGTCATAATTTATCCATGGGACCCTGCAGTGGATGCTGGTGCTCAATTAATCTCTGTGTGGGTTAGGGTCAAAACTTCTACATCTGAATATACCTTTGACTATACTTTAGGAGATGCTATATATCTTACATCCGATAGTGGCGATGATATATTACCACGTAGTAGCTTAGAATTGCTTCTTCAACAATTAAATAATATATATGCTTCTAATAGTAGCAGAGGTGTTTTATTATCTCTAACCCTCAGGTTGTATTTACAGAAAGGAGCTAAGCCTGTAGCATGCACAGTAGACGCTGATAGGAGGAATGATGAAATACGTACTATGGTTCTTGAACCAAGGGATAGGGTGTGTGATAATGTTAAAGAGCATTCCACCACTTATATACAAAGCCTGGTTGTCAAACCTTGTAAGAAAGCACCCTTCTTAGTAGCTGATTTGGAAACACTTCTAGTGAATGATTTAACGAATAAGGAATATGCATTTTTCTTTCTTTGTTTGTCTGGTTCTTATCTTTTCAAAGTCGGCACCCGATGTCAACATAAGGGATGGAGCCTCGCCGAACGGGAAGGAGAACGGCAATCCAGCCAGCAGTCTTGTACGAGCACAGGTCCAAACCAGGCGGAGGAGGTGGGCTCTTAACAGTGTGTGTGTCCCAACCTAAAGACGAGATGTGTACCTGGATTATTTATTCCTTTGGGCTATTTACCTCAGACTTCTCTTCTACCGTCATTTGTCTCAGGCTGAAACTCTGAATAGTATGATGTACCGTGCCGGTACTCGGCCAAGCCAGTTTTCACTCCTATCTATGGCTCCGGGTCTTCAGCTTTCTCGCTATAGTGGTGCCCCTGCCAGCGATTCTACCGGCTGACTTACCTTCTCCTTGCTTACTTTACTTACTTATACCATTCAAATTTTACCTCTTATAAGACTCTACTTTACATGCTTATAGCTCTAGCTAGCCTATCCTTCTTCCTATTTCTTTCTTCTTGAAAATACCTGTTCATCGAATCTGAATGGTACTTGATACTTGACATAGTTAAGCTAATATTTCTGTCCTCACAGAACACGTAGTACCCGGTACCGAAGCCTTTCTTCCCCACATCCTGTATCTTTCTACTAATACCTATCTAATCACGATTCTGGATTTTCTATCCTAGGTTCCCTCCTGCATCCTCAAAGAACTCGGAATGAGACGTAAGAGAGAGAACGGAAAGAATGAGCCGCTACTTCCCCACCAATCCCATCGTTCTCGAAGCTTGCCTGGCAGAAAACACAAACAAGAATTCAGTTACGAAGCGCCAGTCAGTAGTTTCCTAAACCAAGCAAGAACAAGTAGTTACTAAACGCGGAGAAGTGCAAAACTAGACTTAATTCGTAGAAAGAAGCAAACCAAGAAAGTCAGATTGATATTTCTTTTGATTCTCTGGCTGCGGGACTATTATCATAGATATTGTTCCGAAAGGGCGGAACACGTAATTCCGACTCGTAGGAAAGGCAAAACGCAACTTCACTATCCGCGAGAATATGCCACCGCAAACCCAGAGCAAGTAGAATTGGCACTCATTCCCATACTCACATTACTTCTTTGAGGTTATAATTTTTCTTCTTCCACTGCACTTTTGTTTTTTCAAATAGAATTCTCAGAGGTTATTGTTTGTGCTAGAAGAAGCTCTTAGAGTACGCCATCTTCTTTCACTGTTGTTCTTGGTCCTGTTGGAATAAGAGCTGCTAGTCTTATCGCCCCGCTCTAAGTCTTACAGAACATATAATTTGCCAATAAAGAGTCTGCTTCGCATCAACTGAGATCAAAAACTCCTGCCTTAGAAAAGAAAAGAGAGGAAGAAATAGGGCGAAAAGATGAAGCTATGAGGGAAGCAAAACGTGAGTATGATATAAAGAGGTACGAAAAGAGAAAAACAAAGAAATAAATGAAAGCTAATTCAGCACATCGTCTACATCATGCACTCTTCACTTCTTTGGCGCTCTTCAACGTACTTTGTTGGCTTGGTATGTAATCCTTGGCGGCCTCGTATTTTATCATGTTGATCTATCCATGAATATTGGTTATTTTCTTATTTGCTCGATATATGTGTTTCATAAATAGTGCTTTAGAGCCTAAAAGAGTTATTATATTCTATGTTGCTATTGATCTATTAGGATTAATAATGGATTGATCGCATGGGAAACGGAATAGAAGAAATGATGAAAGAATTTAGTGAAAGAGGATTGTTGGTAGTAAAGAAAGGGGGAAAAATGCATTGGATTTGAGAAAGCTCGACTCCATATTCCTGGGGTGAGCTTCCTTGGGTATAAATTGGCGAATCCTTACCTTAGCTCGAAGACAAAGAACGATTTCAACGGTAGGATCAGCTTGCACGCGTTGACCCACCTTAAAAGAAAGAGATTGGGTCGAGGAATGAGCTCCCGACTGAACACAAATGTTATCTCTCCGCTAGACCTTTTATGTTGAGAATTCTGCCTACCCAATGAAAGAAATCCTAATGGAAATGAGAACCCGTGATTATGAGGAAGCCAGGCAAGAAGCAAGATCGGGAGATCTCGCCTATTGGTCAAACTTCATCTTCTGAGAAAACAAAGCGCTTTGATAAAATTGGATGATGGGATCGGACGAGTAAACGAGAAAGGAAAAGGGGGCCCGATCACCGGATAAGAAGGCTTAAAATAAAGAACTAGAGCTATACGAATCTTGGAGCTATCTTTTAATTAAGTAAGCGTAGCAAACCTCTTTTACTAGATATTCAGCTAATACAACTTACTAATTACTCGGATTTACGTTTTCTTCGAATGAGAGTTATCCGCCTCTATCTACGTCATTTTCTCTAGATAGAGAGATATGTTAGGGCTTGTCTCCTTCAAGGCTTTCTTAGGCAAAGTCGAATGCCACAGGTCGAAAGTCAAGTCTTATGGAATTGTAAGTGACTAAAGGCCAGCTATGTGCTATTTAGGAATTATAGCATTAGAGAAAGAACTCTCTGCTGAACGCTTCAAAGCTTTATAAAAGCCATCAACCTGCTTTTTGTTAGAGTTCGACGCTTCGCGCCTTTTGATTCCAACCGATGTAACCACAGTATGCTATATAGTGTTCGAAGATATCCTCCAACCCCACATGGAATTTTCTCTTATCAGAGGCTTTAAAAGTGTCTGGTAACTTTCTATGAGCTGCTCACACTTTCAAGGTATCTAATGGAATAGGAAAAACATCCAAGTTTTCTGATCCGTACTCCTTTTGAAATACATTGCCGTAAGATATGAAAAGTCCATTAGTAGGCTTCCACGTATATAGCTGGGATAGATCATTCAGAGTAGCACTTCGCAGGAACAAATTGTTAATCAGAAAGCAGTTCACTAGGTTCAACGGGTTAATTAGTGAATGAAAAGCATCAACATATATGTGAGTCAATTGGGTAGCATAACAAGCTGGAGCTATAAAGCAATCATGCACAGAGTATAATGGAATACCACGAAGGTGAGCTTCATCAAAGACAAAACAAGCTATAGATGCATCTTTCTGGTGAACATAATTAGCAAAAGTAGATCTTTTAGCTTTAGCCGAATCTTTTTTGGTAGCCCTCCAATTCGTGAAGTAAAATTCAATCACTTCGGAGACACTGGTAATGCAATCCATTCAAAATCCTTCCTATTCGTGTGGTTTTCGGCGGGAGGGGCACAAGCAAGTAAAGAGCTCACTGTCAAGTAGAAGAAGGATGCGATTAGACGAGATTAAAGCATTCACTAGGGTCGGTCGGACCATTCCACATAGGGCCTTACCATTCCTTTACACAGGACTCGACGCTCTAGATCGACGATGATTAGCTCCTCTTTACATACCCAGTTCTGACTTTATTGCGATCATTTCATTCAGGTGTGATCAGCGATTTCTTCTTTGTAAGAAGTTGTTAACTCTAGGAATGCTTTTAGAAATCAAAGTTCAAAGCAGGAAGTTTCTATATCAAAATAGAAAGTACAGTTGCAAACAGTTGAAACATTTATATATATAGGGGAAGTAGCTTCGCGCCTCGCTCCTCTGAGCTCATGAATCTTTGAGAAAGAAAGTAAGTATGCTTGCTCTTTCGGTTCCAATAGTTCTTCGATTGAAGAGTTGCCAATGTCAATAAAGTCTTCGAATTAAATAAGTTCTCTAGCACTTATGAACAAGCACACCAAGAGTAGCACGATCATATTACCTCGTGCCACAAACAGAGACTTTGCTACGAGTTATCATCCACGGAAACCTCCTCCTTGAAGCAGTAAGCAACGCATAGGACGCTCTTTAGATGATATGCTTACTTCACCTCCCCCGCTCGAGAAACATCTACTTGAATCGCATCATACCTATTTGTCATCAAAATCCATATACAATGAAAAATGAATCCTACCAGTTTTGATAATATCGTTCGCTCCGAAAGCGCTAGCCCAGGAGACTCTTCTCCTCCCTTGAGTACGCCTCGACTATCGCATGCCCAACATCCAATGATATCATACAGTAAATAATCAAGATTAGTCTATTTTGTGTCATTACTAAAAAGAAAATTCCCAAAGGAGAATTGCAAACTGCTGGCAAGAAAAACCATCTACAGAAAAGCCAATCTACTGATAGCCAAGAAAACTAGATACGATGGGATGATAGCCAAGAAACCGAAGGAAAGATGGATTAGATTAATATCAGATAGTTATGACAAGTGAGGACTTACAACCAGGCTCTAGGAAACCTTCCTTGTCACTCAGCTTCGCTTTCCTCTGCTTTCCAACGCTTCGCGCCCGCCATAACTTTTCTATTCTTTGAACAGTAAACTGAACATAAAGGCATGAGTTCTATGGTTGTGGCTTACTTAAACCAATCGAGTTTTCAATTTCGCTATCTTTCCTCACTAACACCTACCAAATTTGCACTAGAAAGGAAGGAACAGAATGAATGGAATCGGGCTTCTCTTCTACCTTTGATCTCCTTATCTTCGCGCTTGCGCTCGGAGGTTATGTATACGATCTTAAAGTCATGCTCTAAAATATGTTACTTTTTGTATCTTTTTTACTGGAAATCCTGTCCCTCGGTTCCTAGCTTTTTCCTTACTTACTTGCTACTTCTTCGCCTGCTGACTGGCCCATACACAGACTAGCCAGTGCTAAGACAGAATTCCAAATCCATGCACGGGTAAAAAGACTAGCCTCACCCCCGTGTGGCTGCATACTTTTATGTATTGTAGATAGAATACTTTGCTCGCAATTCTTCAAGGAAGGTAATAAAACTATTATTTCTAACACAAAACGTTCCACAAATCGTATTAAAATGCATTATATTCAACGCTGCGCGCCTCATCCCCAAAACAGGTCACCTTTTTTCATATATAGATTCTCCTGGTATTCTGGAGAATATGCTCTTGTTTATTCATCTACTATTTTCGACATACCGGCTTTAGAAATATGGTGATATTACAATCTTTCTATTCTCATTTCTACGAGCATTTAGCGAGTTTCAGATTGGTATTTATGAGCAAGCACTACTAGAGCACTATACCCCTGATCTTCCTCTTTCCTTTCTTACACAATTCCACTTCAATAATTGGACTCCGTAAGATCACTACTTCATATTTCGTCGCCCCTCGGACGATTTACTTTCTTTGAATCTTGGTCTTCAATAGATTTTTTTCCTTCTTCGTCAAGGGATTGCTTGGTTTCTTTCCTTGTTCTCATTTTATCGCTCGCCTCTGCCTCTTCTTCTGCTTTGTCTCTCTTTCTCTTATTATACTGATGGGGGTTATACTGCCCCCGTACTGCTTTATTTACTGCTTTGCCTACTTCTCGGTCGGGGATTAAACCCTCCCTTGTCCCATGTTTCTCGGGCGGGCTCGGGACAGCGAAACATAAAGCATAGTGAGAACTTCCTTTAACATAACAACCGAGCGAGAGATAACAACCAAGAAACAGCAGAACTGAGTGAGGAGTGGGCACAGTTGAACAAGACTCGTATTCATATACTCCACCTGAAGAAAGTGGTTTGGTTGGCAAGAGTATTGCATGCTTAAATTCAGCGGAAACGAAAGCCGAGTGATAAGTGCATTTTGCATTCTTTTCCTTTTTTCTCGTTGAGAAGAGCCCTTCTAAGACTTATAATATGCAACCGATGAACTCTAGCCCGCGAGGAGAGCTCTTCGCTATAACATAAATGGTCTTCTCGATACTCAGGAGAAAGTTACTGAAGTAACGAGTACCCTAGTGAAGAAAGAACCAACCGATCCATTGGATCCAAAAAAAACCGTCTCATACTCAAAGTCAATAGAAATATCAATTGGTGGATAATAAGATATAGGCAAAACTGGGACAAAAGAGGAAAGGGCATTGTCTTACTTTTTTCGGTAAGGATTTGATTATTAAGGCGGTTGTGCAAGCAATACCCACCTTACGCATGCAATGTTTTATGCGGCTTGTGCGCCCAAATCTAAAGAAAGAATAAGAATAACTCAACGCTTGGGGCTTCTTTGAAAGTAACATGCCGTAATACGTTACTCACTGGGCGAAACGATGGTTGCTCTGATGTTGGATAACCCACTCTAACTCCTTGGGATCTTCTGCCATTTGGAACCATTCAACGTACTGAAATCTTAAGATATGAGCCTGACCTAGATTTGGAATGAGCACTGAAGGAACCAAGACTTTAGTCTGCTTCGGACCTTTTTGACCACTTTTGGATAGTGCATTTGTTCCTGATTTGAGAACCTCCATAAAGACAACTGACTTGAGAGTTCATGCTTAATAGATAGTATTTAATTGCTGTCGGAAATGTCTTCCTACTAAAGTTAAGACAATACTGACTTGCTCAGTATATTTACCGTTTTGGGGCACATACTACAGTCAAGTCTCAGAATACTCTAGTCAAGGAGTGGTAGTCATCTTGAAAAGACTCAAAATCTTATTAGACCCGAAGTCAGACGAGACTATAGAGGGACACACATGGAAAATCAGTATAGGCGTTTGTTGAAGCACGGGATACTTCGGAAAATTCCCAGTTACTACAACTAGAAATGTAGGAAATAAAAGCGTACTTTCCTTCAAATACGAAACGCTCCGCGCCTTCTTTCTTTTTCGACTTTCCGTGAAATATTCGTTTGGCCGAGGACTTCCAAATACGTCGTAAGCTAAACAAACCCGTACAATAACCAACCAACCCGCAATTCATAAGGGAACGATAGCTATGAATAACCAACCCAGTCAGTATCGAATAGACGGTGAGAATATAATGAAAGTGCAGACATGCGTACATTAAAAAAAAGGGAGGGATTTTATTCCGTTATAAGTCAAAAACGATTCTACTTTGAGTGGATCTATCTGTGGGAGATCGTTTGTACCTTTCGAGTATCCCGAATCAGTATAGCTATCCTGGCATAGCAACGGAGCTTCAATCGCGAAATAAATGCTTCCTCCTCTAGAGAGAACCTTCCTTATGTTTTGCATCGATAGAGATTCAAATTCTTAAGAAGCAAGCTTTCTTCCTAGGTGGGTGTGTTGTAGCATTCTATTAGTACGGCAGGCAGGCATCGGTTCTTTCTTTTGAATCTGCTAAAACTCGAAATAGAATTTCAGCACAAATCAGAGTCAAAAACGATATGATCATGAGGCAGGCGCGTAGCGTTGAAACAAAAGAAAAAACTAGTGAAAGAGCCCGCCCGAACAGCAGCACCAAGAGCACCTATATCCCCTTTCCTTAAGTTACATAAAGTTGAAGTTCTGCTTCCAACTACCGATGGTAGAAGACTTGGACGTATAGCAAGATGAAATAGTTGAGGTATGGCATACGGTAAATGAAAGGCTGGAAACAGCGCTGGAGATGAGCGCTAGCCAAAGGTGTTAACACTTTCTAAAGCACCTTAGCAATTACCATTAATGCCCCGCTTAGCGCCCACCCATATTGCTTTTTTTTTGCTAGCTTGAGTCTGTATTCCAATCTTATTTTGACAAAGCTAGAACTTTTGACTCTACCTTTTTTTCGGTACACCACATCCAGTATTTTCATCTTCCTCGGCACACACACATTTTGGGGGAACCCATTTTCCAAGTAGTGGTGAACTCAACAATTCAAGAGGAAATTCTAACAAATGAACCTGTTGAGGATGAATTCAAGAAGTCAGATACTTTCTTTGGGGAGTAAATGCACATATGAAAATACTCTACTTATGAGATTTTGAACACCAAGCTCATAAACCTAGTCTTTCCTTTAGCATTCTTTTCTTTATGGGGATATCAACGCTATTGGAAACCAAGCATCAACAGGGCATGAAAGCAGTACTGATCCCAGGGCCAGATTGAAATTCTCAATTGCCACTATTGCTGATTCAAGAAAAGAATGTTCGCAGGATAACGAGATACGAAGAGGGGATATAGCTGAGGCTGGGATATGACCGGATAAATGATTCTTGTGTATAGTTGAATATAAGCTAAAGCTATCTATCTGTCTCAGAAAGTATATGGCAACGTGGCGTAGGGAAGCCTAGGTATAGAACATTGCATTCCGCTTTAAAGTATTAAGAAGGAAGGCAAGTAAAAAAAAAAGACACTATTAGAATAAGGACTGGGTAGAAAGTAGTTGCATCTCGCTATTTTCCTAGTATTTCTAGAATACCATGACAAAGAAAAACAATTCAAAATAAGGGTGAGCAGCACGACGCCAGGTAGTAACTTATTCAATAGCTGTGCTTACGCCGCCTGTACCCTTACGTATAAAAGCTTCTGCACTTACGAAAGAAAAAAAACTAGTTGAATGTGGAAAGCTTATTTCAAAACTAAAAAATAAAATCAAGAACTTGCTTTCACAATAAAGTATTTTTTCACAAGCAAGTAAGTCGCGCAGCGGGGTTTTCGACCTCCTGAGAAGTCCCGTTTCCAACAACTCGTCTAGTTGCTTCCTCAACTCAGCCAACTCTGGCGGAGTAATACGGTAAGGTTCACGAGCTGGGGGTCTCGCTCCACCCTCTAGTTCAATCTTATGATCGACTGCACGCCCCGGAGGAAGTGTCTTTGGGAGCTCGGGTGCCATCACATCCGCAAACACTTTGAAAACTTTCTTCATCTCAGACGGAACATCATAATCTATGAGAATATGCTCGATTCCCCGAAATACCGAAGAATTCCTTTATTTTCGAAAGTAGGATTCACCTATCGATCAAAGTCCTAAAGCAGATTTTCCCTGTGTTCCACAATCTTCCAATAACTATTGATTCTTTTTAAGGAATATAAAAAATTGACTATTGACTACGAAGGGCTTTCGTTTCATTTTCTCATATATAGTGTGTTTTTTAGAAGAGAAAGAGAAATTGTTCTTTACTTCTTCTCTTGGTGTCGATCGAACTACTGTATTTTTCGATGTGAAAGCCATGCATATAGAATTATTAGTTTCAATAGAGCCAGTTAGAGGGTGAATGAAAAAGAAAGCCAAACCCGCATTATTTCCAGGTTTGGGGTTGCAGAGCAGTTGTTAAACGTACTTCACCCAAAAAATGCAAATTGGATGAAAGTGGTGATCGCTAAGCGCTTTTCACTCGTAACATTAGTAGTTACTCGCTGGGGATGGATGTCTGAGCGGTTGAAAGAGTCGGTCTTGAAAACCGAAGTATTTTTTTGAATACCGGGGGTTCGAATCCCTCTCCATCCGCGAGAAATAAGTAGGATCTTGCCCTTCTATATAGAGAAGAACTAATCTACTCGACTGAATAGATGGTTTGGGTAGCTTCTAGAGTGAAAAAAGAAGAGCCCGGGGCTGGTTTGCGCCTTAGACTCTTTACTATTCACTTTGCCCTAATCAATGGTTATGTTATTCATCCCCGCGAGAAAGAGGGTTTTCTTATAGCGTTAGTGCGGGGAACTTATCTTTGAGCGCTTGCCGCTTGCGATACGAATGGTGTTATTGAGCGGGAGAGGGCAGATCCACTTTACGGGAAGGGGAAAGCCGACTAAAGTGGGTTAGCTGATGTCTACGGCCGCATTTGCTTATCTAGCTTTTCTTGCAAGCTAGTTTCTAAGTTTCCAAAATCTGGCAATACTACAGGTTGGGATGACCACCAAGATGATGCTTCACCGAAGACCACATCTCGGGATGTATAGCAAGGGTTGATATTCGGGTAACAACACTTACACCCGAGCCAACGAACGAATATACATACACCGGACGGACAGCTTTCTTATCGAATTTACTTAGTAGATAGATAACTGGAGTGCGTACCTGTTCAAGAGGCCCCTGCTCTTGTTCGAGACTTCTCTTCTCATTCATTCATACCAAGACTCCGATGCTAGAGAATATTATCACCCTCTTACTGCTATGTGTTCTTCAAAAGCTTTCTTCATGCCTGGCGAAGGCAATGCGAGTGGGAGGGAGTGACGTTCTCTTTATGATGAGCGATCCCAAGCCAACTGTAGGGCCTAGCGTATAGAAAGGAGTTTTCTTTTATAATGTCGCTAAAGCTTTGACTCTGAAAATGATCAATTATTGGATCTCTCAATAGGCAATGATTGGAGAGCGGGCAGGCAGCCATGATCCAAATTCTACCACTAAGTATAGATGCAGTGCCTAGTTAGTGGTATGATGCAGGAGGATAAGTAACCTACGGGTGGCCCAACCAGTGAGCTGTGAAGCGCGAAGGGTACAAGGCTGTAGTGCTATTTCCATAGAATCAGTGAAGTGAACGCGTGCTGCACAACTATTTCTTCAACGGGGCACCGAAAATGGCCAAGAGCTCAAGCTCAGTTGCTTTTCGACTATGTGGGAGTTTTCTTTCCCTTGACCGTACCAAGCCACGTACTTGAGTGCGTGCCGCCTTCCTTCCTTTTTGGCGAGGAGCTAAGCTGTTCATAAAGAGTGACTTAGTTGGCTATGTATGTCGCTTAGGAGAAGCTATGTCAGCCAGGTTGATCTATAGTCAAGCAAATACGAGAAGATAGACAGGTTGTTTCATGAGAAAGAAGGACTTCACGCAATTGTATTATGTATGGCTGATTCTGGGACTGACCAGTAGAAAAGATTACTTACCTCGCTTAGACTCTTCTTTATAAAAAAATACCGGATCTACTGCTTAACCTCAGGAAAACAATGCTCTACCTACACCTACTATTGCCATTTCTGAATATTCGAGTTTATCCCTACCTACTGATGAATCAAAAGTTTACGTAGAAAAAGAGAGTGCTGGAAAAAATTCTCATATCTAGAGAAATTCTACATTACCAGAATCAGGATAAGGTTTAAGAATAAGGATAAGGTTTACCCAATTCTGGACATTGAATCATAAATAGAGAAAAAGCTTAACACGAGGAAATGGGACTAACAATTCCATTATAGAAGATGTAACGAGTTAAGACTCTCGAGAAGAAAGGGCGCAGCCTTTCCATCCTCCCGCTTTAGCCGCTTGGTGGAACGTTTCTTCATATTTTTCTATTTATTGTCACCAATTTTCTGATAAAAAAAGTGGGAGCTAATGCCATGAGATATACATTTTGACAGTGTACTATACAAATAGAGCAAAAGCAGAAATTCTGCTATATTATCCACCTTCATAATCCCAGCCAATTGACGTAGTCTATTTTGCTCTTTAATGTCAATAGGAGTCAATTCGCCACTTTCATTTACATAACATTTCATCATAGGGACATGTACATTTTTCGGAATACATTGACATACCAGTTAGGGGTCAACAAGTTCTGTCAGAAGCGACGGATTCATTAGAGGAATAGTGGGATGGACATCTACAAGTATTAGCTTAGAAACGCCCTAATCCCGGACATATTGGTGAAGAAAGAGCTTCGTCCCTTGTTTGTATAAATTGGGTTATAATACCCTTCACACAATAGTGTTCCTAAACAAATTAGTACTAGATCATCTATAGCATCCATTAATGTACATTGGTACTGGCCACGATTTCCAGTTCCGAGCATTTCCATTCTTATTTTTATTAACCAAATCCCGTTATTGCACTCTCCTTATCATACAGTTTTCCTTCTTTCTCGGATTTCCTCCTATCTGTCTTTCATTATTTATCTTCCCCTTTCCTGGATTATCAGTTATATCGCATAAATGGCGGCTATCGTCCCCTCGTGCGCTTTATCTGTAGTAATGTTGGCATTGGTGGGATGTCGCATATGATGTTAGTGGTGCTGCGGTTTTCGGATCGGGAGACTTCTAAGCCTTTCCCTTTTTTTGACGTAGCCGAGACCAACTCCTTTGAATCCTGATAGGACATCTATTCAATTCGATCTAGAGCTTCTATTCGAAGAAGAAGAACCCGGTTCATTGCTTTTGGTTTCAAGATTGAGCTTATAGCTTGAAGGCGAAAGCACCCAAAGAGCTAGCAACGAGCTTTCACTTCATTGTGAAAGCTCTTTCACATAGATGGAGTTCATAGAATGCTGTATTATTCAAGAGACATACTCCCAATTCCCTTTTTGCTACTAATACTACCGAAGCTGGCTTGTTTTGGTTACCGGTTCAGGTTTTGAAACCAGAGAAAGAAGGGGATTGACCCTATCCTAACTGCTCCTACTACGAAAAGGACTAGCTTCGCTTTTCTTCTGTTGATGCAGTAGATTAGGTCAACGCTTTTCCAGAACGAGAATGAGTTGCTGAAGAAGAAGTTGAAGGCATTACTTAATGCGCAGCGCATCTAGTAATGTAGGCTCTCCCACTGTGGGTAGTAACGTAATATGTATCCCCTTTGATACCAGATAGCATTCACCCTGAAATCTGGAAACCGGGCTTTCCTACTTCGCGATTGAGGTGAAGGCTAACAGAGGACTTGAAGCTATACCCCAGTTCATAACATCTAAACTCAGCTTTGAGTTAATCCAATAGAGAGCTATATAGGTCCTATATCCTATCTTCTCAGATAACAAGAAATTATTACGCAGTGCCAAATCCGTATTAAGGATAAAGTAGCTCATTATATGATAAGCACTTTTTGAAGCATCCATAGAAATAGGTATGCGAGTCACCTTCTAATCCATAGGGGTATTAGAACGCGATAGCTCATGAACTGAAATGGGTTCTTAGCCTTTGAAAGAAAGTCAACGACTTCATCCTTGTTATCTCGAGGGAGAAGAAGTTGTGAGCTATTATTTTATAGCCAAATTAAGGCGTCATTCATAGATTGGAAGCTGTGATATTTGAATGCCGCAGAAACCTTCCACAGTGTTTAAGGAGGCGTTTTGTGCATTGGCTTTGAAGCATCACTTCGACCAAAGAAAAGAAGGCTCCTTGCGAGGTATCTTTCTTGGGTGACTACCGTATTACTTATTGAAATGAGAATTTGGGCTGGGCCTATTCTATGATCAATTTGGAAAAGGAGAATCTCTGATGAAAATGCAGGGCATCCCTGTTCGCTACCTTTTTGAAGTAAATATTAAAACGCACGCGCCTCGCCACATTTGAAACATATGAGACCCGAGCGAATATTCCACGAATCTTCTTTCGCGCTGCTTATGCGCTCCTGGAACGGAGCTCTTTTCGGAAAAAGGTTTGCAGATACCACACTTTCCGAGATTCATCGAAGAACACTAGTAAGATTAGCTTGGTGTGATAAATATCATAAGTAGAGTCTTTGAATATGTGTGCGCATTTCCTCAAAACTCCGAACTGGATTCCACTGGGGATTTGACATTTCATCAGAGGAATGAAGAAAGGTTACCATAAAGTCTCACAAAGAAGAAGAGAATATAAAGTCTAAGAGCAGGTCTTGGGGATAAAAGTAGTTCCAGAGAGTGATGCCCTGGGAAGGAAGATAGGAAATTCTTAACCTTTTTCTATATAGGAAACTGCTGCTTTGTCGTAGTATACTCTCATCGGTCAAGCTCTTCCACCACTCGATCTGAGAGCGCCGGGAATCTCTTATTGAAATGGCCTAGTCTAGTTTGTAGAGATGGAATTGCATGCAACTAGTCAATCAAAGGAAAGAAAGTACTGACAAAGGACAGACACTCCCGATAACGTACGTCCACTACTGGATTCGTTTCCTAGCACTACTCAAGGGCTATCATAGAAGTACTCAATCTTGCATTGAATATTGAAGGTAAAAGCTCAAAGTCATTCTTTACTGACTCTTCGCTGCCTTCCTTGAGCAATAGTGGAAGTGTCCCTTTATACTATTCGATATATCCAATCATCATTATGGAATGACTGTTCAGACCAGAGACTTGTCGCTTGCAACATAAGCATAGGGTAATATATATAGCTCTTACACCCAAGCTCACCGCTTCACCCCTTTAAAAAGAGCGAAGAGATAGTTCACTAATACGAGTACCATGCTCTTGCTCTAAGTAATCGCTAGATATAAAATGGAGATGATGTCGCAATGGAAAAAGAACCAAGGCGACAAATGACTGAAGGGGGAGGTCTACTTCATCACCGCGGAAGTAGTACCGGCCTGTTTAAATAGTGCGCACTTCTTTCTTGTGTTGTGAGGCGCGCAGCGGTCATCAAATCTCTCTATCTAGGATAATATGCCCTGGTGGATTTTATTATGTAGTAGCTTTAAAAGGGGAAAATAGAATACTTTGATGCCCCTTCCTTCCCTATCTTTGTACTCGACCATACATGGGTAATGATGTAATGAATTGAAAAACCCCGTACTCGTCACAGCCGCCATAGCTATTGAATTCGAATTGGAATAAGCTGTGGCACTTCCTTAGATACCAACACTCTTTTTCTTACTTCGAACTAGAATAGCGCGAGATAATTAACCTCTTGAAGTAATCCGTTTTCGTCCATTATGACTGGCATCTTTAAAAATGTCAAAGTCGTAGGCACAAGCTCGGGCCTGGCTTACATAAAGCTTTCTTGTCAAGGATGGAAGTAGGCAAGGTGGTACTAATGAGAACAGTCGTATCAGGAGTTCTCGTTTCTGAAGTTCAGATTGCAAGCGCCAGCTATGAGTTTTCAACTCCGCTATCAGTTGCTCGTTTCTATGCTATTAGGCCCTTCTAGTTTCTAGTGTTTTAGGCAGGCTCTCTGTCGGCTATAAGATTTGTTGCTACCGTAGTCGTATAGGCTTGTTCATTCTTATCTCCAGTAGTAAGGGTTAAGACCAACTATCAGAAGAAAAGTAAGGTATCAGATTGTGAAGGTTTGAGTTAGCTATCCGGTTTAAAGTACGAAGTTAAGAATGAAAGTCAAAGTAAGCTGCCGGTTCCGTAGACTGAAAGTTAGATAGAAGGTTGTAACTCAGAAATCAGGAGTGTAAGCCGATTAGGCGTTTAACTGGTATGGTATTAATAAGCCAAGTCGTTTATATGTTTTGACCAAGCGGAATAAAAGATTGAAACCCAGCTTACAGTTTGCTAGGCAGCTACAAGATAGAATGGAAGTGAGCTGTAAGGTTTTCAAGTCAGCAAGAATATTCTAAGCAAGGCATAAGATTTGCCGTAAGCTAGTATTAAGTTTCATGTGTTAAGATAGAAGAAAGGAAGCTAGTTTGAAATGGAGCTGTCGTTTACCTTTTTCATTCTCGTTATCCGGTATCAGACTATAAATTCGTATCTATTCGAGTAGGAAATTCAATACAAATAAATCTCCTTCGTGTGCAAGAAAAAGAAAGCGCTCTACGGCCTTAAACAGGCACCTATCACGTAGTGAAACAAGCTATCCTCCGCTCTCGCTGCTATGCTAAAGTAAAGCAAAGGCTATGATGAAAGTTCGGCTTCCTAGCGTACGGAATAAAGAATTTATTCCAAAGCCCTCAGTTTTAGCTTATACTCTTCTGGGTAAAAACACAGGACATGTGTAACAACAAGAGAGAGTAATTAATTGAACTCCTACCCTACACCATTTATGCAAGGAATGAGTAAAGTACCAGGGCAGGGCTTTTGTCGTAAAATATATATTATCTTCCAGCCGGGAGAATATTGACTTTCTACCGAGAAGCATTGCGCTTAAGAAAAGAAGCCAGTCTTCACTTAAAAGGGAAGTTTACATCTACATACTTGTTTCAATTGGTTGACTTTAAACTTAATTAATAAGTTACACTGCGGCTGGACTAGACAGCTGTCTCTAAAAGCAGTAGTTTGAAAAAACAATAAGGAGAGAAGGCAAGTTAATAAAACCTATGAGACTGAGATTTTAGGTTTGCTTCTTCTTTTTCTTCAGTTGGAATATGAAATACCTAAGGGTCAGCATTTCCTAAGCGAACATGCTCCTGTTTAATATTATGTAATTTGGCCATTAATGCAATATGTGTTTGATACCTTTTTTAATTCGATCTTGCGCCTTGTTTAGATTGAATTTGAGCATCCTGAGCATTGATTGCCTATCCTTTGACTGTTGACTGCTTCATCTTCTCCTTTTTGAAAATCTCCCATTGGAAGCATTGGAGGTGCATATCCATACAAAGCTTGGAATGGTGTAGTTCTGATGGCACTTTAATTGCTTGTATTATACCACCATTCTGCTAGAGAGAACCATTTAGCCCACTTCTTTCTTAGGTTGTTGAAACGCACGCCATGGCTCTAATGTCATTTTCAAGGCACTGATTAAGTCTTTCAGTCTGGCCATCTGATTGAGGATGGTAGGCAGATGACAAGTTGAGCTGAACTCCCAATTTACTGAACAATTCTTTCCAGAATTTGCTTAGGAATATAGGATCTCTATCTGAAATTATGTTCATGGGTAGGTCATGGAGCTTGTACACGTTTTCTAGGAAAGCTTGGGCTACAATTGCTGCTGTGTAAGGATGTGGCAGTAATCGTGGCCATACTTTGTCAGTCTATCAACAACCATTCAACTAACTTCCTTTCCTCTAGATCTTGGCATGCCTGTGATTAAGTCCATGCCAATACTGGTCCAGGCTTCTTCAGGAATAGGGAGTGGCTGCAGCAAGCCAGGGGTGTGTACATGCTCAGGTTTTTTCATCTGGCATGTGTAACAGGAAGTAATATAGTTAGATACTAGATTCTTCATTCATTTTAGGCCAGTAAAAGAGCTTTTGAAGCTTAAGGTAGGTGGTATTGATGCCTGAGTGCCCTCCCAATGCTGTATCATGCATCTCCTTAATGAGATTCTGTCTCCAATTACCAGCTTCTCCCACGCAAATCCTGTCCTTGTATCGATACAATCCATGATAGGTTGACAGCTTTTCATTATCTCCTGATTTGCCTTCTTGCAACTGTTGTCTCAAAGTGTCAATCCAAGCATCACCTGCATAACTTTCTTTGATATCATGAATCCATTGAGGAAGAATTTCTGTGAAAGCATTTATCTCTTCATAATTTATTTCATTAATCCCAAAATTCCCTTCTCTCCTAGACAAAGCATCAGTAACCCAATTATCCAATTGTCTAATTTAGGCCTAAAAACTTACTAATTCCTTTTTGCTGCATAGCTGTGTGAAGTTTTTGTTAAAGCAAATGCTTGAGGCTAATTTGGTCAGTCCTAATCACAAAGGATTAAATAATGCTTCCATTTTTTTACTGCAGTAACAAGTGCTAATAATTCTGTTTCATAAGTTGAAAGATATTTCTTTTTTATTCCCAATTTCTTGCTAAGGAAAGCAATTGGCCTTTTCTCCTGCATGAGAACTGCTCCAATTCCTGTGTTGCTGGCATCTGTTTCTATAACAAAAGGCTTGGAGAAGTCAGGTAATGCAAAAACTGGAGCTTGTGTCATGGCCTTCTTTAAGTTCTCAAAAGCTATCTGAGCCTCTTGATTCCATCCAAAGGAATCCTTTTTAAACTGTTGGATTTTCTTGTCAGGAATTGTTGTCACAGTTCCCTCTATTCCTTGAGTGCAGAACAAATGTGCCACTAGTACCTGACTTCCCTTCCTTGATATCAGGTCAAACTCTTGCTTTAACATGTTAATCTCAGCATTTGTCTCTTGAATTTGCAAGTTTATCATCTTCCCATTAATGTTCATCTTAAGTGTGCCTTTTCCCCAATTAACCAAAAGATCACCAAGAGTAGCCAACCAGTCAGCTCCTAAAATTAGGTAATATCCCTTAAACTTTAACACCTTCAAATCAAACTCAAACTCATGACCTTGTAATTCAAACTTCAATGATTTGCACAACAGGTTAGTCTCCAACATTCTACCATCAGCAATTTTCACTCTCAAAGGATTAGTTTGATCTGTGATCAAATCTCAATTCTGAGTAATGGTTGGATTAATGAAGGAATGGGTACTTCCACTATCTCCTAAGACACATACTGGTACACCTTTAACCTTTCCTTTGTATATTCGAATCTTATGGTTGTTCTGAGGTGCACATAGTGATGATAGCATGCTCTTCAATGTTTCCATTCTCTGCAATTTCTTGATTGTAATTATTCGAGTTCTCTTCTGGTTCTTCCTGCTCCTCTATTTCACAACCTTCTAATTAAAGTAGTCCTCTTGTCTTGCATTTATGTCCAGCAAAGTATTTTTCATCACAATAGTAGCAAAGCCCTCGCCGCTTTTCTTTCCTCTAAAGTAAGTTTATTCATTTCCTTTACACTGCGAGTATTGTTTTGGACTAACTGAGGGTTCCATCTTTTCTCAGGATTCTCTTTAGCAAGGGTATTTTTGGTACTTAGGTTTCAAATTGATCAAAATCGTTTTCTCTTTGCTTACAAAAAAGTTGACCTATTGTATTTTATTCTATATGATATTAAGCTGAGTAGCTTACACCATTCATTTTTGGCCTATTCATGAGCCTGCCACATGGCATGAAAAGTGCTCTATTCACCATCACTTACCAAGAAGTCGGTGATTTTTATCAAAAAGAGAACCTCTGACGAGAATCGGCCAACCATCTCCACAGCAAGGAATGCAGTGATAGGCAGTCACAGCAAAGCATGCGTAACTAAGTACTACAGTAGCCAAGGAAGGGCTATGCGTATGATAAGTCATGTCACAAGGATTATTAGGTGTATTTCAAGGACCCGGTTGGCCAATTCGTAAAGTAACTCTAAACCCTGTAAATAGTTACTAGCACGCAGAAGATTGAAACGTACACTAGACAGAAGCGCTCCACAGCCTTACGTGCCAGAAGCAGTAGTCCTCGAGACAGAAGAGAAGCTATTTCACGCATCTCCGGAACGAGGGGACAGAAGCATTCGACGATGCCAACAGTAAGCCAGTCAGGAAAGCCAAACTCCTAACCTAAGGAAGAGTGTTCACTGTGGCTTAATGAGATAGCAAGTAAAGCAAGAGTGGAATGTTCATGTGCGTGCACTCATGAGAAAATGAAAAAAGCACCAATCTCTTCAAGGATTTCCTAGATATGGATATTTGGAGTGACCTCTATCTATAACGACCTGCTTCAAGATTGAAATGAAAATATTTTCCAATATCTAGAGTCGGAGCTGGCTGATGTGGTAGTTGACCAGCGATACGACCCAGCGAGTAACTACTAATGTTACGAAGAACAAAGAATAAAGAATCAAATTAAGTTAATCACTCATGATACACCACGGGTAGGAGCGAATTCCCGCTGTGCGGTTGCCACCACTTGAGGAGTCTTTGAGTCTGACACCTCCACTACGTCTGGGTTGCTTTTCTTTCTTCACAATCACTTGAATGCGAGTCTTGCTTGGCTGAGTTTCCTTGCTCAAGGAATACATGGAATAGTTGCTCTGGAGCGGGGTGAAATAAAAGCCCTGATTCTTTCCTATTATTAGATTAGGAGCTAAGCACCGATGAAATGTAATTCGATAACCTACTAACTTAACTTGTTGACTTTGCTCGCTGCGCGCCTTACTTCCCACCTGAAGAACAACTTTATTTTCCTGTTGATACAAGAACGCGTTCTGCGACTTGTGAATCACACTCGCGTAAAGCATCATCTGTTGGTTGACCAAATGCCATTTAGTGGAAACAATGCCCTCCGGGAATCAATCGGAATAGAAAGAAAGTCGCCAACCAAGACCAGCGCCTTCCTATGGAATAGATCCGGACCTTTATCGTGACGAAAAATCACTCCCATTCCTTCTTGTTCAGCTCTCCCCCGAGGGGCGCTCCTTCCTTAGGCGCTAGCCAACCAAGCATATTCCGCTCTTGCTTTCTAGCCGAGCATATTTTTCCTCTCTTGCTTTCTGGTGCTTGCCCCGGAGTACTTCCACTCAATCGGCGTTAGCCTCGACCCTTTTCTTCCATTTAATCTGATCAGAAGATTGAACAGAAATGCACTGCTTTTTCTACCTATTCCTAGTTACTATAGAACCGACCCCTTTAGAAGGGGCTCTTTTTCCTACAACCACACTTTCTTTTCAATAATTTTATCTTAGTTGGTCGTAACGTCCTTCCTTCCTAAGTAATATAGTGGTGGAAAAGGAGTGAATTAATTCAGATAAGTTAGCTCAATGCTTAATTGAAACATGTGGTAGATTGAATTGAAAATAAAGCTATTGATCTTTCGGGACTCAGATTGGATTAAAAAACACCCATTATTAAGCTTGGTCAATTTCTCTTTAATGATTTTTTCTTTCCTACTTTCCTTTCTTCCTATTAGAGTGGTTTTTCGGTACCTATGCCAGCTAATGCCTAAAAGAATGCATAAATTCATACATCAAGCCCATTCTGCATAAGAATAAAGAGAATGAATTTACTTCACACTCTGCCAGCTTCTCATTTCCTGCCATTAACTTGACTTGATATTCACTTCCACACAAAAAGAAGCAATTTCGCGTATAGGGGGAAAAACCGGTAACGTATCGGGGAATACGTCTGCAAATTAGGACACCACTGGAATGGATGCCAACCCCGAAAGGCCCGTCTTATCTTGCATCATGGATACCAAGTACGATACCAAGATAGCCGTAAAACCCGTCTCGATCAAACGGTAGGTACGCCTGTATTGCCTAAATCGTTGGTATTGGATCACCGACTTGCCTCACTCACTTTCGCGCTGAACGGTGCAATCTGAGGTCGTCGGAAGTCAATCGCCCGCCCTTCACAAGAACAAGATCGATTAGAGCGGAGCCTCAACTTAAGAAATTGACTTATCGAAAGGGGAAGGATCCAAGCAGTTCTTCCTCCCTGAGGTCTGCTCTAGCCTCACTCCTCTTTTGTCTTCTGCTCTTCTGTATGAAGTGGATGTACGAGTTTATTTCCATACTTATAGCCCGGGTACTATAGCTACCACCGTAATAAGATTAACCGCCCATATGCACAAGATATGATACAAATTGGAAGGGGCACCGCGAGCCATTTGAACGACTTTATCGCGCCATGCATCCCCTTCTCCTAAGTAAGTAAGCTCCCCAGAGACTCCTCCCATCCAAGCAGCTGCTTCACTAATATTCTTTCCTAAATGATGGTGAAAAGCAGTAGCCGCGGTCCAGCACTTCTAACTGACAGTTATTTCGTGTTGTAATGATGACATACTAGCGATTTAGCTAGATCTCGCTCATGAAAGTGCAAAAAGCCAGCACGCACGATAAATACGCCCACGAAAGTCCATGAACGCGGGGAAATAAAGACGATAGCCCTCATATTACTCAGCTAACTTCAGAAGAAATTGTTCATAGCATCATCCTTTTATTTATTATTTCTTATATATACAGTGGAGTACTGGAATTTACCCTTTCACCTGATGATAACATTGATTGAAAACTCTTTTCGGATCTCTTCTTTCCTAGCTCTACGATTGCTTTACTTAAACAAGTTGACTTCTGGACTGGATCTACACTTTGGTCTATACTGGAACGCAAAAACACTGGAAACCTATCCTCTCTATTGTGGCTTCAGTGGTTCACCTATACCCGCGAAGTCATCCTCCTGTGCGACTCCCTTTTCCTGTGGCACTTCCTTCTCCCCGGACTCTTTTTTTACTCATCTGTTGGTGCTCCTTTCGTGATTTGCCCAAAGGAGTCTAGTTGGGGCGCTACAGTATGCCACAAGTCTACCCTTCTCACCTCTCCTTCTTCAAAAGATTTGTTTTCTTATTGTGTTGTCGATTTTGCTTCTTCCCGGCTTTTGACCTTTCTGCCCCTCTTTTTAATCTCATATGTTGGTGTTGTACTCCTCAAAGGAGCAGCAGCCTCTATCTCCCTCTTTAAAACACTCTTTATTTTCTCTGACACAACAAACTCTTTGTGTCCCCATTCTCTTGCACACCAATGATAGCCTTTCGCTATGACCTGGCCGACTCAGACCGGGTGAGCGTACCATTCATGTCTTGTACTACTGGAACTTATCTGCTTTGACCTATGAGAGTTCCTGCTATTTATAGCAATCCTAGCCAACATGACACAGACCTCAGTCAGAACTCAAGTATTGGACACAAGGAAGTTTAACAATTAGTGGGCCATTATATATAATATATATTTAAATATATAGCAGACAGTTGCCACCCATTAGTATATCGCAGGTCTCGATTTAACCCGCATATTGGATTTTGATAACCGCCTTGCCACTATAGATCTCGTTCCTGAGATGAAATGAACTGTTCTCAGTGTAGACTATGACACTTTCACATAATGACCAAGGGATGAAACCGGCTTTGACATAACTCAGCAGTTCCTTTGTGTACTTGCAGACGCTGGTGACGATCTGTTGTTAGTTCTCATGAGCACAGAAACAGATAAAGTAATGATTTCCCGCTGGCTGGGGTGGGTTCAGCCCTTCGGTGGAAGAAGTTAAATAAGTTCTTGCTTTGAGACTTCCAGATTGCACCGCAAGTAACGATGGAATGCCAAAAAGAAGACTCTGGAATGAAATCCCTCAGACCTCCTACTCATACTACCCCCTCTGACCGATAAGCCATTCTTCCCGATAAGCCCTTTATTCTTCTAATCGACTTGAACACGTAGTCCTGCCCGTGTTCAAGCTGTCAACACACCCCGCTCACTACGACGGTTCGACAACAACCCTACTACCATTCCCGTAAGGTGGGCGGGCTTCATGTGAGGTGGCCCGAGAGATTAAAATATATACATATCCTTGACTTCATCTTGAAGCAATCTTTCTTCATCTTGAAAGGAACCGAGTCTCCCAAGACTTTGGTGAGCAGGAAGGTAGTGTGCTGTCCTGCTACCTTGCTTTCTTCAGAAAAGCAAGCGGAGACACTATAGATCTACCCATGTGTACCTACCGGTCATAGAGGCTCTTGTCAAAACACTGAATCTATCTCCGAAGTTGGGGCTAAAGCCCTTGTTGTAGAAGTTGGTCATCAGTTTTTGGATTCGTGCATCAAACTCAGTCGGAGTTCTTTATTATCATAAATAAAGAAACTAGACTAGATTTCACACCGTGTTTTCAAGGGAAAGCGCACGGTAGAGTCACTGGTCTGGAAAAGGAGAGAGAGTAAACGGCTATTACGATAAGGTAACTTATAGTAACCGAAGGATTGTTCTGAGTGAATTATCTAGCGAAGTTATCCGAGTGTTTGATGAGGAGTGAGTAACATAATGTAGGAATGGCTTTCCAGTCTTCCAAAAGCACAAGGATTTGGTGGGGCCGGACTGTCTTAACTTCAGAATGGACGGAAGTCAAGAGACCGGAAGAAAATAGGAAGCAAAATGGTGAAATGGGATCAGTTGTATATTTAGAAATCAGAAATTGAGATTTGGGCTTCAAACACAAACTTCTTTATATTTGCTTACCCATTTGCTTCATGCTACGCACCTTGTAGTCTTTAGGATTTACACCAGCAAAGGCGCGGAGCGATTGAAAAGAAAGAAGAACAAACGGCAAGTCCTTTCAAGCTGCTTAAACGAATCAGTACCCATCATCACATCTCGTTCAATCTTTGAAAATATTTCCCATTCTAAAAGAGCACGCGTGGAGAAAATGCTCTTCTCATTATGTTTCTCCGGAACCACACAACTTCATCCTTAATCTTCTCTCTTTGAGTGGTCCATTCCTCTTCCTCTATAAGATAAGATTTCTTCGGCAATTAACGATAAATATCTCATCTCCAAACTGCTGGGAAAAACGCAACTATCTCCCAGTTGGGCTCATCGAACTCTAGACCGCTGATGCCAAAAGGTCTCTACTCTAGTTGATCGAGAACCTCGTTGTACCGTTCTTTTGAGTAGGTGAAACTCTTCATTCGGGTCTTGTTCATTTGGGTCTTTGTTTTGGATATATAAGATCCCACTCTCCTAATCTGTTACCCTCGCCTGCATTCATTTTTATATATTCAAGATCGGCATACGAAAGATTGGTTGGAATGACCTCCATGAAACACCTATTCCCAAAGAACTCCAAAATGGGTTTCAAAGGGTCTCGTATATAGAGATTTATGCTTTCGTCCCAGATGAACTAAAACTCTCCCAAAAGCTTGCCTATTATGGTTTTCAGTCCCGTCTGAACGAAATGAAATGAAAAAAGCGGGAGAAGAACGATTAACAAAAGAAAAAGAATGCACCACACTATGAAGAACAAGCAAGGGACAACTTTTTATATCTACATTTCTTGCTTGGCTGGAACGAATTACCTACAGAGCGAGGTAGGCATTCCAAGACTAGTGCTGTCCACCTACCCCGGATGCATGTGTTAAGCATCTAACCAACTGAGCTAGTACCGGTTGTCCTACAAAGCAATAGGCCAGAAGTCTCTTTTCTTGCTGCGCGTTCGATTCGTTTCACGGGTCCTGGTACAGGACAAGAAAGAAACCTATACGAAAAACCCAACTTTCCAAAGAGAAGCAGCATGCTCAAGCGTTATATTATTACCTGGGGTTGGCTTTCCAACTGTCCATAAGAAGCACTAGTACCGAAGGGAGGGATTGAAGCAAGGGAGTCAAGAGAGAGGTACCTGGGTTTACAACAAGCCTACGAAGAAGTTATTGCTGCGGCTGGCTTTCCTGGAACTTTCTATTCCGCGGAGCTAGATACAACTAGAAATAGGACAACTGAGAACGTTTAGGTCTTTTTTCGCCTAAAGAAGTTCTTGGCAAGCAAAAGAAGTTGTTGGCAAGCTAGGCGCGAAAGATATTATATGTAAAAAGTCAGGGCCTATAGTTAGTTAGAAGTTAGGTAAATCGAGCGAGGCCTTACTCCAATGGGAATAGGAAATAGGAATAGCAATTTGAACCAATAAGAAAATATACACTATTGACGAAACACGCAAGGGACAAGCTCACAAGCTCTGGACTAGGCCAACTTTCCTACCAAGGAAGCAAGCAGGGGAATGAGCACAGTCAATAAGCTCGGCTGCAGCACCTAATTAACCAACAGAACCGACTAGTAATTATGTTCCTACTGGACAAGAAGCAACTAGTTCCGGGAATAAGAAAGAAGATAAGCAGCCCGGAGGAGCATCTAACCTTCCAAGCTTTCCAACTGGGCAAACTGACTAATACTCCCACCCTGCACCGGATGCAAGGGAAAACTCAATAGCACCGAAGTAAACTAGCACTAGGCAATAAAAGGAAAAAACAACTTACATATTTATGCCAAATGTCTTGCCTTCCCTGGGGAACTACTCATACTTTACGCAAGCAGGAAAGAGCAGCGAGTGGAATCCCATCGAACTATCCTATGGAAGGAGAGAGGGAAGAGTGGTCGGGTTCTGCACTCCACAGATGGTAAGACTAGCAGATCAACTTCGATAACTGAACATCTGTCCATATGCTATTGATATTTGCCTCTTTTCTGCTCGTGTTGATTACATATTGATTCAATTGGGCTTTTGTCGAACAACCTGGGTTCTAACTTCACTTTCAATTTCGGCTTGGGTTGATAAGATTAGGTGTGCTTTGGCTAAGTCATCTTTTCTTCTATTTCCGCCATACATAACTAACTATTTTCTCTTTTGACGATGAAGCACATAGGTAGGCTAAAGTGACCTCTAGGCTTCCCGGTAGGTAGGACCGTATAGAATGTGTGAAGCATATAGTTAGGCGCGTCACACCCCGTAAAGAACCGCAACTTCCAGAAATCCACCCAACCACGAATCAAGTTCAAATGCTCATCCTATAATCGCTGGTGAGGATGAAAATAGAAACACTCCATTACTGGCCTCTCAGGAATGCCCACCCAAGTCGTGATTAGCACTTCATAAGAGGAAGGCCATGGATGTACATACATAAAAGTGACTCTTTCCTAGTTAAGATTCTTTTCTTTATGTGAGGGGAAAGACTGCAGTATGCGAATTGACTTGCGGCAGGCGACTTGTTAATTGGAAACTCAGATCCACCAAAGGATATTACATGCATAGGCAAAATCTATGGTTTGAAGGTTGTCCATAAAGAATTTAAGCACATCTGGGAACTGGGTAGGTAACAAGTCAGTTTTTATTGATAATGGGCTTTGGAACCATACAGTTCTTTAAAAAAGGACATTGAAGTAAAATGTGAGTAGTGGTGTCATCATATTGTCCACATAAAGTGCATTGGTTGAGACTGGTTGGGAATAATTTTTTTAGTCTATGACCAGTTAAAAGCCCATTATTGTATGCTCTCCAAATGAATACCTTAATTCTGGGGATAAGGTTTTTGCATTTCCAGATTTTTCCCCAATTTAAATTTGTACCAGAATAAATATTTTCCATTTTTTGTAAGGCTTTATACCCCTCTCTGGTTGTGTAAGAACCAGATTTTGAGACAGTCCATATCAATCTATCCTCTACTAATGGATTTCATTTTGGTTTTGCAGCATACCTTGTAATAGACCTGCATTGGCTGGTGTTGAATAAACGTTGCAGTTCTTGATTGTTCCATCTTCCTGTTTGGATATCATACAAGGAAGACATTGTCAGTTGCTGTGTTTTAATGGTACGTGTCTTTTTATTCCAATTTTGGAACCAAGGTTGGTTTTGAGCTGGAATGGTATCCCCAGATTGTATTTACCATTGAATATTGTGAATGAAAAAAGGTTTAAGATGTTGAATATCCTTCCAGAGTTGACTGCATCCACGAGTCATAGATGTCCCCCACAATCCCTTATCTAAACAATATTGACTCTTGACCTGGTCCACCCATTTGATTGGTTTATTAGATGCTAGGTTCCAAACAGTTTTGAACATCAAAGATCCGAGCTTTCTTTCAGTGATCGATTGCTTTCTGTTCATATAATGCACACAGCTCTAGTTGCTGGTTGGGCCGGTTCGATGGCTTTATACGAATTAGCGGTTTTTTATCCCTCTGACCCCGTTCTTTATCCAATGTGGAGACAGGGCATGTTCGTTATACCTTTCATGACTCGTTTAGGAATAACCAATTCATGGGGTGGTTGGAATATTTCAGGAGGAACTGTAACGGATCCAGGTATTTGGAGTTCTGAAGGTGTTGCGGCGTCACATATAGTGTTTTACTTTTTGTGCTTCTTGGCAGCTATCTGGCATTGGGTATATTGGTACTTAGAAGTATTCTGTGATGAACGTACAGGAAAACCTTCTTTGGATTTGCCCAAGATTTTGGGAATTCATTTATTTATCTCAGGTGTAGCTTGCTTTGGCTTTGGCGCATTTCATGTAACAGGTTTGTATGGTCCTGGAATATGGGTGTCCGATCCTTATGGACTAACTGGAAAAGTGCAAGCTGTAAATCCAGCTTGGGGTGTGGATGGTTTTGATCCTTTTGTTCCAGGAGGAATAGCCTCTCATCATATTGCAGCGGGTACGTTAGGCATATTAGCAGGCTTATTCCATCTGAGTGTCCGCCCGCCTCAACGTCTATACAAAGGATTACGTATGGGCAATATTGAAACAGTACTCTCCAGTAGTATTGCTGCTGTTTTTTTTGCAGCTTTTGTTGTTGCAGGAACTATGTGGTATGGTTCAGCAACTACCCCAATCGAATTATTTGGTCCTACTCGTTATCAATGGGACCAGGGATACTTTCAACAGGAAATATATCGAAGAGTTAGCGCTGGGCTAGCCGAAAATCTGAGTTTATCAGAAGCTGGGTCTAAAATTCCTGAGAAATTAGCTTTTTATGATTACATTGGGAATAATCCGGCAAAAGGGGGGATTATTTAGAGCAGGTTCAATGGATAACGGAGATGGAATAGCGGTTGGATGGTTAGGGCACCCCGTTTTTAGAGATAAAGAAGGTCGAGAGCTTTTTGTACGCCGTATGCCTACCTTTTTTTAAACATTTCCGGTAGTTTTGGTAGATGAAGACGGGATTGTGAGGGCCGATGTTCCTTTTAGAAGGGCAGAATCAAAATATAGTGTTGAACAAGTAGGTGTAACTGTTGAGTTCTATGGTGGTGAACTTAATGGAGTCAGTTATTCAGATCCTGCTACTGTTAAAAAATATGCTAGACGTGCCCAACAAAGAACTTGAGAGCCTTTTGGTATGTGTTTTTTCTAGCCTCATATATTATATGTAGCTATTCTTTATCAACCGGAATCATAACGTAATGGTATGTCTACTTTGGTGTTCGAGAGTGAGATCCTTTTATGGAATCCCGCACCCTGTACAAAAGGTGTGATAAAACCAATCCAGAGTCAAATCCCTACATTGGGGTTTTAGATTGCTTGTCGATTCGAGCTTTACCACGTTGAATTACTTAAACGCATATTTACCCACCAAAATACGTTTTATTAGAGTTGGGTCATAAACTGATGGAAAATAGCGTAGTAACCAAAAGTGAGAACTTGGAATGGTCCCAACATCCTCCTGAATGAGTTTGCAACGTCTGCTATAGTTCGTTTTTGACCTTTCCAGTAATCAATCTTTTTTTTAGTTGAGAAATAGCGTTGGAAGACTAGCTTCATAGTTTTGAACTGAGCGCTAGTGGATGAACTAGAGAAGAATCTACCAGCCAAAATAGAAGCTTGAATTCCTACATTCGATGACAACAGTACCCTTCTATTGGATGAGCTGCAGCATGCAGCAATTATACTAAAATACCGTGGAGAACTTGATAAGCTGAAATAAGTAGTAAGAATAGCATTGCAGTAAGTATATGTATTCAGTGTTCTCGCATTTCTGCGTTTTTTATCGTATTTGAAAATCGAATTGGTATTTATTCCATTCGTATATATAGTAGTAACCCGAGTTGTTCGATATGTGTGATCGACCGTTTTGAAGAGTCTTTATAGTAATTTCTTCCATAATTTATTTTTCTGGTCGAGATCGCTCGTGGGATCTCTTATGATTTTTGTTGCACTCTACTCTAGGTGAAATTGTGAAGTTGTGGCTGTTCTTGTCCCAGAACTCACTCACCGACACCGGAAAATGCCTAAACTCGGTAAGGACACAGGAAAAAAATATAGCCTATGAAAAAACCACACTATGTATGTATGATATTAGTTAAATGATAAATAGAATAGTGGAATTGGAGCGTGTTGGAAAGTGAAAGCAAGAAAGGTACAATTACCAGGACCACGGTACTCACTACTTCTTCTTTCTTACCTGGAAAACGCCGACTAATATTCTTATAATCGGAAGCGAGAATGGCGGCTTGAGTAACGCAAACATTGGTGAGAATCCAATGCCGCGGAACCCTAAAGGCTCCTATTCTGGGTCCGTCTACGGAGGGTGAATCAGGGCCCAAGATCAGGCGGAAGGGCGTAGTCGATGGACAACCGGTGAATATGCCCGTATTACCCCTTGTTGGTACGGAGGGGCGTAGGAGGCTCGGTTAGCCGAAAGAGGGTTATCGGGGAATGTTCTAATATATGGTGTGGTATTTCTTTGATGAGAAAGCTCCTCTAATGAATTCATCTTTGATTCTGTTTTGATTTTCGAGTTTTTATTACTGCCTTTAACACCTCCCTTATTTTCAGGTATCCCTACTTTCATAGTGAGTCTCGTAGCCAATATCCCTATCCTATAGGACGAGTAGGAGAGCACCTTGGCGAAGAAGATTGCCTATCCTATCCGGCTTGGGTAAAGCAGAGGGTTCCGGAATGGAAATGCTTCTCTATCCACACCAGCGAATTGAGATCCTTGATTTCTTTATTATATAATAAGAATTCTGGGTCTATGGCGGCGCATTTGAAACAGCTGGTAGTAGACATGGTTTACTTGAATTCGTTAATTTTGATGTGCTTTTTTCTACAGCTTAGGTAGCTTTTCGTAGTTTAATACTTTTTGCTTTGTGGTCTGTAATATTATGTTTTTCCGCTCATCCTTACTTCTCGCGCTGTTATGAGAAATCTCTTAGCATTTTGAATCATTTAACTCAGCTGACCAAGCCTCATTCCTGGCTTTCCATTCCTATCCATGTCCCGAAAGCAGGGAAATTTTCTTTACTGTGTCTGCCTTCTTGATGATATAGGCAGAATTAATAATTTCTTGTGTGCCAATGCAGGGGTAAGCAAGTTTGATTCTGACTTGATCCTGGTATCTCACGCGTGTTATTGTCTTGGATACGCTGTGTCCTTGCTTTTATCATCAAGGACCCGATACGCCGATTGGGATTTTTCTTAGTAATTGTACTGAATGGGGCTAATGAAACTTTTGATTGGGCTTTGTTGGATTGGGCCCATATTGCTATTAATACATACTTTAGACTGGATCCTTTTGGTCTAAACTGCGCATTGACATCTACTGTGATGAAACTCAACATGTGTTTTAAGGATTCAACTATTTTGACTGAAGTGTAGAGGATGCGCCCCAACGAAAAGACAGATTAAATCACAGTGGCCCATGTCTATTTGTAATAAAGTTTGAAAATAAATGTACTTCAAGGAGATTTCACTTGATTTGGTACTGAGGAAATTTTGCTATATTTTGGAGACTAACAGGAGCAGATGAGATGTGCACGCCTGTAGGTTGTACAGTTGAGTTTACCCTCATGAAATGTTGCAAACACTCACCACCATGCCCCAACTCTCCTGTAAGTACTTATACATATGCAATGTAAAGGGTTATCTACAATTCCGTGTTGATTCTATTAATATACAACGTACAGAGTTACTCAACTAGTTCTTGTATTTGAAAGAGCTGCTATTGTTTGGACCACTAAGTAATATTTCTTTTCATAACAGGTGGAAAGTCTTCTACTATTAAGCATTGCATGATTGTACAATACTCTATCTAAGCCGTTCCATATACAGCTTGGACAGTCTTCTATGGTGTATCCGTTGCATGACAAGTTCTCCCCCCTTTATACTATGAGCTGCAACCAAAGCAAGGTCGATCGAGGAGTTGCTTGAGAAAGCATTCAACTCGATATAGTACTTGAGTGCAAAGAAGTAGATTCGACCTCTTAGATATAATTATATTATCTGATATGCCGGGGAAACCCAAACTTCTTAAATAATTCGTAGACCGTCGCTGCTCTATTCCAGCTATTCTTCCTTGCTTGGTCTTAATTAAGATAAGATTATGGGCTTTCTTCCATGCTAGTCTAGCACCAAAAGTAGGCGTCTTCTCTTTCTCCTCTTCTTCCCCCAGCTACGTATTTTTCATTCCAAATCCTATTTTTAATAGTATAGCTTAGGCTTCGGGTACTTTCCTTCCCTTCATTCAATAGATGGCTTAGCTCTCCTTTCCTTTATCTTATAAAAGGGTTTAAAATCTATAGCAATCTATAGTCTAAAGTACAATGGCCTTGAGTCACTATGGTTACCTGATTTGCACCTGAGCTTAGCCTACAGGAGTTCAATTAGACCAGAGAATCTCGCAAGATTCTTCGGTTACCATCCACGACACTGCTTGAACCGTGAATTGAAGGCAGCTCTTGCTGAGTGATTTGACGGAATTGGTATCACCTACACAGGTTCAGCAGACAAAAAGAAGCCGTTCATCCACTTCTCCTCAGGTGGGATCTGTAATTGAGATTGCTTTCACCAAATTGATTGGCAGGTTCCCATTGGTATCAATTTACATTGATTATCTTATTCTACTCTTGTTCTTCTCTCTATCCTTTCTCTCTGCCTGGAAACGTACCAGACCATTACTCTTTCTTCTCTCTACTCTCTGTAGATATTATCTCTATAATTAAAAACATCATTCTCTTATTTACCCTCCCAAGAGACTTCTCTAGTCAGGAATCAAGCATTGATTCTTCCATTTCTTCTAATTTGGAAGAACTTGTGGGAGACTCAACAACCTCCACCCTTCACAACCCCTCTTCTCTTTATCAATTCCCGTACTTCCTTGACCGCAGAGTGCCCGCGTCACTAAGGAGGTGAGGTCGTAACAAGGTAGCGGAAACCGGAAACTGGATTGAATCCTTTATCTTGTCCTTCCGCTTTACAAAAAGCCGAAAATATCATATAAAGAAAGTCTTTTGCGACACATCTTTTTTTCTCTTGTAACAATTTCATCGTGCACTTTTCTACTTTTTTCTCGTAGAATGCTTCGCACCTTGTTTTGCTTCTTTCTTTCTATTATATGTTGTCAGGCTCATGTTGTTTCGGAATTCTTAAGGATCGAGAAGTGTGCGCCCAATAGCAGCGCCCTTATTGGCTTTGCCCGGGCCGGGCACCTTACACCTCAGATCCCTCCAAGTCTACAATCCCACAGAGGTGGGAATGAATAATAGGTAAGAGAGGAAAGGAATGAGAGAAAGGTAAGGCGGGAAAGTACTATGCTGAACACACCGGAAATAGTAAACTTTCCAACCAAGCTGTACCAACTTACTAGCACTGGACTACTACTCGAAACACTAGCTCTGGTCGAAACAACTGTCCTACTGTCCCTTTCGTTCCATAACATTGGCCTAAAAAGTCTATATTCTCCTCGTTCCTACTCCAATCTGAGCTGTGTGAACATTCCGTGCTCAATATGCCGAGTAAGTCTAATGTCCAACCGATTCCTAGTGCACATCCTCTAGAGCAAGGATCCCCCTCAGTAAGTAGGCCAAAAGCTGCGCCTTCTTTCATCGAGTTACCCTTTTTTTCCTGCACCAAAGCAGCTACAACCTCCCTATGCCAAGTGACCCGGGTCCTACCCCATACCATACCCTTTTTGAATCTCCTAGAATTGCTAATTACCATTCCCAGGCTAGACCAATTAAAAGAAGCTCCATTCATACCGTTTGATTTATTTTGACATTAGAAACCTAGTTCAAGGCGCCGCATCTCAGCCCTTCTCAATAGAATAATCCATGCATGTGCCTTTGTCCGAACGGAGTATCTTCACCGATAATCCATAAACTCATATAGTAACTTTCTCATATTACTGTCAATATGGGTAGTAGTATATCACTACTGCATTCCTACCTCTTCAATGACATATGCTTAACACATGGAGGTTGTTCTACAAAGGTTGTTCGACAAAGGTGCGAAGTAGACAGAAAGTTCCAAGAGATAGGAAAAAGGACCTCTTGCTCCTTCACTCGCTGCTAGTTAGTCTATGGCATCGTAGTTTGATCACAAGCTCGTACTAACCAGAATAATATATATATGATAATGATAAAAAATAAAATAATAAAAAAACAAGCAACGATGGAGTAACAAATCACCGACGGTAGGCAGCAGATAGCTTGGACAAAACACCGACATATATTCTATTTCGAAAATGGAGGACATGCTTCATTAACCGGGCCCTTTCATTAGAGAGACCGAATGCCAGCCATTACTAACTCAGCCGTCACGTCTCTTAAAAAAAGTATGACACTACTCACCTGAGCAATTGGTCCCTTTTTCAAATCAATCTTCGCCCACGGACTGATCCAACATGTCATCCAATCGATGAGGTACTTCTAGAGAGGAGTAATGCGCTTAATAGCAGCCCGGGCACTCACAAACCTACAAAGACCGTTTCGAGTGGGATCTACCAGCCTGGCTGGGGTAGCGAGCACTAGAATCAGTGGGAGAGATCTCTTTTTTTTTTTAGGGGATTCAATAGATAAAAGCAGCTATGGGTATTAGTTAGTATTTTTGTAGAAAAAATTGGAGTTCTGCAAGAGGCTTTGCTACTAGTGGATACGGACAGCCCATGATGAATATTCAAAATTGAGAGTAGCTGGTCGATCAGCAATGGTAAGAACAACGATTCGCAAAAAGAAAGGTTTCGGGAGGCCTTAGGCGTATGCCACGTCTAGGAAACTTGTTGGGCTTTCATTTATGTACATTCTACTTTCACTGCCAACAAAAGGAAGCTTCCTTTACGCATAAAAAGCATACACAATATACTCGAAATAAGTAATTCTTAGTTTGAAGAACGGCGCTTTTTCACTAACTCAAAACCTTCCTAAATAAAGAAATAGGCGGCTAAGTTTGCTTACTTACTTTTTTTTTTTACTACCCCAAGCACAATTCAGTGAACGAAGCCATCAATCCTTTTCTTTCCGCCGACGAAAGGGACCAAGATACTTAGTTATTTCTCTTACTTCTATGAAAAAGAATAAGAGAAGTTGCGATATGCTGCCTCTCTGAGAATGAGTCAATCGAATCGTCTCGAAAAAGAAGGAAATACATCACGAGAATCTTACCAAAGAAAATCCAAGTTGCCCTGAGGAAGACTGAGGGGTACTGCTCCTCGGAGAGGAAGAGTTGGACTCCGGGAAGACGATCTCTTGGCTACTGTTCCCGCTTCACCATTAGCCACCTGGACGGACCTCGAGGTGGCACACTTCTCACTAACCCAATTATTAACATTTATAGGCACTCAGCTACTTTGAGCATAGAACATTCTCATACCTGACAAGGCCATCTGATAAGCATCCATTTTAAAGCCTCTGCCTGATCAGGATCAGCTTAGATTAAAATCACAGCCTCGTCTGCATATTGAAGCTTAGTCACTGCATGTCCTGAATCCAGCTTGGGACCCAGTCCAGTGATCAAACCTGCATTCCTAACCTTGATAAGTATCCTATTAAGCCAATCAGCTGCAAGAACAAAGGGGTAAGGAAGGCGGGGTTACCCCCGCCTCAGAGGTACCACAAGCAGAGAGAAAGTGTACCAGAGAGAATGTTGCCCAGAAGTGCTCATAGGTAGCATAAGGAATACCCTCCATTCTTGCGCAGAGCCGAGTGGATAGGCAGCAAGCACAACTCCCCTTATCTTTACTCTATCTCTTTCATTGAACTTTTCAATAGACAAATATGTCAATCAATTCATTCTACAGAATGAATTGTTACAAACTAAAGTTCAAAATATAAGAAAGAGTTCCCAATTCCAAGTATTTCAATTCACAATTATAAGTAAAAAAACAAATAAACTCTTCCTTCTTTGAAGATGTAGTACCTGCAGAGTTCCACCCCCCGCCGCTGATCTCAAGGCGGCGACCTTGCGTATTTGCTTCCCCTATGAGCCTAATGAGTAAATTGGGGGAGAAGAAATATAGGGTCTAAGCTCCCGATCAATGGAAGTTAGCTGCTTTGCTTCAAGGTTCTTTTGACCCAGGTAAAAGTAAGGTTCGGGTTAAGCGCTGGGATGGAGGTAATATAAAGGGTTCGAAACCGGGGTTTCTATGGATACCAATTCTGACCCGGGGGGTATGCATAACAGACCAGGTTGAGCCTTGTCAAGTTGCGAGATATCAAAATTTTGATAGAATGGCAGCATTCCTTCCCAGGAGCGGGGCTCTACCTTTCTCTCTCGGATCCAAGTCGGACCTCTGCTCTCACCCAACTATCAGATCGGAGATACAAACGATGTAGGAATCAAAGTGGATGCTTTATGCGACTTAGCCAATGAGCGGGCACACGGCCAAAAGCTTCTTGGATAAAAACAGGAGCAGCTGTTGCGCATTCATCTGTTGAAGCGAATGAATGGGAAACCCACTTTATGACTGAAAGAGGAAAGGATACGAGAAGGCGATAACTGCTGGCACTCCACCCCTTCTTTTCCGGGGAACGCAGCCACACTGGATTCGAGTACTGCGCCTGCATGGCGGACTGGTGGGCACCAACAATGCTGCGATAGAGATGAGGATCCTCTCCTATTGCTGATCTGGCGGCCAAAGCTGAATCTTTTCTCTAAATTTTGCGAAACATTAATGCAACAAAACCTTAACCCTTACGACTAGATTATTCACCAGATCTGTATTACTAGGGATCCAAACTTCACGAGCGAGGAGTGCTGGGCAGTAAATCCGCACATAACTTTTCTCGGAGCTTTCTATGTATGTAAAGTAAAAGAGGGCAACCCGATTTATTATACACGGGTTTAATTTGATAAAATTATCTAATAATTGAAATGCAGTGTTGCCGAAGTGAATTAATCCGAGCACTCTTGTTCATTTGAAGTGGCGCTCACGTTCTCAGCTGATTCAAAAAAGAAAGACAAAATCGACCAAATCGCACATATTCAATGTAGAGCGGGTGCGCCGGGAAGGCTTTCAACTTTCTTCTTAAGCTGGAGGAACCAAAGATAAGATAGTCAATGATCGAGCACGAAAGCATTTCTTTTCTAGTGGCACTGCCTAGCTTCTTTCTTTCTGGATGGATCGCCGACGAACTTTCATCGAGATAGAACTTTGCCAATAGAGTGAGAAAGGATCGTTGGTTTCATCCGACTACATAAGGCTTTTCTAAAAAGTGAAACTCCCGGGCCACGAGACTCATCCCTATCCTTGAACTGGGGGCATCTCAGTAGTAGACGCGGATCATAGCCGGCTTCTTGACTATCTTAGTTAGGAATTGCAGCGTGAATGGGAGAGATTTCCTATCAGGGGCAAGAAGCAAATTACATATCTCTAACGATAATAAGAACAAGCAAAAGCCCATATGTGGTAAGGCTGGTAAGGCACCTCTATTCAAGCCAAATCAAAAAATATTAAGCGGAGGATTGATTAGGGACATAAAAAGAAGATATGCAGGTCTAACTGCGAGACATCGATATACCTGTGGAAAAGTTTTCCTAACTTATTAAGAGAAAGATCTTTCAAGAGCCCTCTCTTCAGACGAATTTAGCTAATAGATACAAAGTTAGGCACTCTTTAGTCCCCATATTTGTAAAAAGATGCATAAGCATATAAAGAAGAAAGCCCCTTTTCCCAGGCCTAGCCCAAAGTCAAGGGCATAATCACATGCCTCAATCCGCCAACTGCTAGAAACCCCGCTTTAGTCGCGGGTTCCTTAGAGTTCTTGGATAAGCCCGATAATGTACTAGTAAAAAGAGAACTCTAAACTTCTGAATTAGGCACAAACATAAACTACTGATGAAGTGTGATTCTTTTTTTAGTAATAGGGGGTACTGTCTGTATTACACCCTAGTAAGGGGATTCATTAATTCAGCAAAAACCTCCCTGACGAAAGCAATTATGAATCAATATCCATAAGAAGATAGAGATGTGGGATCCATTGGAACGATTGGATTTGCGGTAAGAAAGCAAATCAATAAGTCAAGGCGCATCCTGAGGCTTAAAAAGATATGAACTAAGGTAAGGACGATTTTTCTGCTCTTCATTTTAGGAAAACTTCTTCTCGGCTGGAATGGGTGTCTCCCTCTACTAACACTCAGCCCTCCGGTTATGGGCTTCTTTCCGTCTTCGCTCCAGCAAGAAAACGGAGGAACGTCTCTCTCATCTACCTTCTCTTGCTCTCACATTTCCAAATTCAAATTCATCGTTGGTTTTTCTTTAGAAAGGAGAAAAGAAGTTAAGCCAGCAGTGTGTTTAGTGAAAATCCTTGCTTATGTAGTTAGCTTCAAAGCAGTTTTCCAGCAGAAGACAAGAAAGTGGAAAATGAAGAAGAATGTTTAGAAAGGATCCCCAACGGACCAAATGGTAGTCCCATGTACAAATCATCAAAAAAAGCTTCAAACATTGTTCAAAACTTGTTTAGAGAAACAAACCTTTTCCTTATGATCTTCTTTCTACGAATCTCTCGATTTCTGCCGAGTTTTATCGTACTTGTTTTTGACATAAAATTTTATCTCAATTGCCTCTCTTGCCTCTCCAGTGGTTGTGCTCCTCTCTCTCTTCGTGTGTGGTGCACCGTGCGTGTGTGCGCCGTCTATCTCAAAACTTTTCGCCATTTGTGTGCCATCTCTCTCCGGACGTAAGATTTTTTCCAGCTTTTCCTTCTCCAACTCGCTCTTACTCCGGGCAAGAATTGAAAAGGTTTCGTTCGAAGAAAGTGGAATTGGTCCAGAACTCTCATATCTAGGTCAAGTAGAGTAGGCCCATATTTGTGGCATACTTTCCTAAACGTGGCAGCAAGTGCTTGTAAGGAAAAAACTACCGATGTATCCGGCAAGTGTGTTTATGCTGACTTCTTCAACAAGATCCTAGGTTCATCAACGCCAATGAATTAAACGCGGCGTGACCTGGCCCCACCTAGTCTTCTTTGAAAAAGAAAAAGAAGAATATTTGAGCAGGAAGAATAGGTGTGTTTCAGTGATGATAGGCGAGATAGCCAAGACACGCTAGGTAGGAATAGGTAAAGCAAGTTTGGTTTATGCATGATATGTAAAGTGGGCTTGTGAGGGTTGGCTAGGTCAGTCACAAAGGTGTATCGATAGGCAAAGGCAGGATGTCTAAACAGGCAGAAGTTTATAGATAGGCATGCAGAAGGTATAGGAAAAACTTTATAGCCGAGTTAAATTACTTCTACGGAAGGCCTAACTTGCCAAGTGTAGGTTGACCTACTCATCATAGGGACATAACGTGGTGCCGATGGTCAGAATGCCAGATTAGGAGAAGGATTTCCCGGGAGGCTGAATGTTTGCTAGACTATAGCTTTGTCAAGAATAGGAGGATAGGTGCATAGAAAGGGCGGGTCCTCTCGATAATAAGTATGTCGTTTTTGTCGTTAATACAACAAAATAAAAGAAAATAATGACTCAATAAAACATGAAATGGAATTTGAAGCAGTCAAACTCTCAAGACTTAGAGGTGGGTTCATAGTGTTGCAGTCGCTAGATCAGTCTAAAAGGTCAATCTCGAGCACAAGTTCATCTTTGTTTTAAATATTAAAAGAGGGCTGTGAAACAAGTCAACTGTTCAAGGGGGACCTTCTCACTCAAAGGTTTGTGGGGGTTCACCTAGAAACACCACGAAGGCTAACCGAAAAAAAAGCGGAATCCACATGAAAAGCTGAACCTCAGTTTTGAAATTAGAGCTATTGTGAGCGGTTAAAAACAGGAATTGCCGGAGCATTAAATAGTCCAGAAATACTAGCATGACAGCTAAGCAAAAAAATAAATCAAAGTAACATACTACCTATCCTCTTACTACTGTATTTCAGCTGATTTAGCTATCTCTTCACACTTGCCTTCTTCTCTCGCCCCCTTGTTGAAAACAATGCTTCCCGTCTTTCTTAAGACCCAATGCCGTACTCTTTTTCAAAAACCAGTAAAGTACTCTCACGCCTCTCTATTTCTCACAACTAATAAATCCACTTATTACCCATATGCCTATCCACCTAAAGAATAAAGAAAGAGTAAACACGTGTTTCCGATTTATCTCTCATCTATCTACGACAATTTGCGACGCGGGACTCCCGGAAAATGGGATTCGGGAAATCAAAAATTAATTTTACGCTTGCCATTCTGAAAAAATAAAGATTCTCCTAGCGACAAAAGTCATACCACGCCTTTTCCTAGAGTCAAGTGGAATCTTATTCAGACTTTTTTACAATCATATAGCGTCATCAGCCATTCTTACCCTTCTCCGACAAGATGAGAAAAGTATGCTTTACCTATCCTCATGCAAGTGAACTAATAAAAAAGAAATCGCTTAGATTTAATACTAATGTAAGAAACCAAGGAAAAGACGATTCCTAGAAACCTACAGGAATTGCACCTGAAAAGTGCTGTGCACCCAATCCATTTCTTTCTTTTTCGATGTTTTTTCTTTTTGCTACGCCCTTTTTTTTTCCTTCAGCTTTTGAATAACCGAAGCTATCTATATTACTTATTACTATACTAAATAAGGAGACTCCATTTAAGGTGGTCCTCTGTATTAGTTGATAATCTTTCCTCTTCTATCCCAGCGGGTTATCCTTCCTATAAGGATTCTCTGTCTTTGGCTGAGCCCTCGCTCTCCTCCCCTTCCGATAGCTCCTTCCTCTGTCGAGTTAGCCACGTCTTTCTCACCCTTCGCGGGACCTCCTTTGAAAGAAAGGATCGACTGGTTTGAACTACTCTTTCTATAATATTTTATAAAAAGTACAACATACCCGACTATTCTTACGACTTAGGGCGCGATTCTACAATCTGTGGCGTTTGAAGAGAATTTCATAGCGACAGTGGTAGGTTGGGATAAGGTATAAAAGCTCTATATGTTCAATCTTTCCTTGTCTGTTGGTACTATTCCACACTTTCGTCTGATTAAAAAAAAGGAACCCTTCATGGGCGATTAGTCCTAAGCCTTATACCGAGCCGGGGTTGATGAAAGATCAAAAGATAGATACTCTATAGAGTAAAAAAGAAGCAAAACAAACTTTACTAATGAAAATCCTTGAGGGAGTAAAGACGCAGCACGACATCAAACCCCTCCTTCCTTGCTGTGATGAACGAGCACGTGGACTCGTTCGTATTGGAGGTACGCGCTGACCATTTACTAACAAGATAAAGAATAAAGTCGTTCGGTTCTTTAAGCATCTGTTCCTCGCCCGATCTGACCAGTTCATTCTGGAAACCAAGTACAGAGATAGAAGGTTAAAGCTGGACTGAAGGTAATGCTGCTCAATCTATTAGTAAAGAGCTAGCACCTATAGTCTCGTGCTAAAGGTATGGATCGGGTATGCAGCACAGTACATTCTGAATACTAGTATGGAATGGCTCTTTAAGCCCATTACGTTCAAGTTCCTTCAATTTGTAAGTGATGGTTTTCCTGAGACTATTCATATTCCTAAGAAAAAGCATAAAGTGGCCTCTAGATCGATACTTCTCTTCCACATACTAAACCAATTAATAAACAATTTACGGAGTCTTCTTTATCTACTACTAACCTATCTACCTCTTCGCAACCTCCATTAGAAGTAGAAGCAAAACTCTACTATCTACCGTTCTCCCTTCAGTAGAAAACTCTAGTGTTGTGGGTACATCCTCTAATCTTCCTTATACCCTAGGTAATACACTAGGTATCCTAGGCTAACGCCCCCTTCTTCGCTGGCCTTGGGCTTTGTTGTCGCTCTCTTCCTCGTTATATTCGTCAGCTATACTATAGTAGCATTCACACGTGCACGATCACCACGAAACATGCCACCAAATGCACTTAAACTACCGCCCCGCCTCGACTGACTCCCTGACCACCTCAGCAAACGTCTGTACCTAGGCCCCAATGGCAGCGATAGATTCGTTTACTAGGAGAGACGGGCTCCACTCGCCATTGCTGGCACAGATCTGATTAAGCACATGCTAACTCGGCGCTTTATGAAGGATCGGATTGGTAAATGGATTCTTGCTTTTGAATAATTCGTTAAATATTGTTCTAGGAGACAAATAAATTATCTCTTCTTCTTTGACTTCCTTTTTTTCGTTGTAGTATGTGGCATTCCCGTGTTACATTAAATTAAGAGTTGTACTCATTTCGATTTTGCATGTATATCAAATCCATAGGTGACCATATGTTGGTTTTTTACTATTTTGGTGATACATGTCAAAAGTGTTCTGTGTTGAGAAAAACGTGGATCTCTCCTTCCCAGAGGAGAGTGGCGGGTTGAGGATCGTCAGAGGTGCTCCTTGCTCCGGCAAATAAATAATTCCTCCTATTTGAAGTGCTGATTGAGGTTGACAGTAGCTCAATTTCAATATAGTAGTCTGTGTAGTTGTGTTACGAGAGATATCGAATAGTTCCGATTTCTAATATGTTTGAGCGGGGTACTGCCCGTAGGGTAGCCACTATTGAGGAGCGCTAGAAACAGAACCCCGTTCCACTAGAGAATTTTGGATGAACGAAGGCCCATTTGCAACTTCCTTCCTAGCAACTTGAAAAACTACAAGTATAACGCTAAAGCAGGATTCTCCTATGTCATGTATCAAAACGAGTTGCGTCTTTGCGCATCGAATTAGTTAGTTAAGATCGGCCCTAAACTCTCAATTGTGGGAAGCACGAATGAATAAAACAAGCAACCAAAGAAGTAGAGTTAGGGGAAGGCTACAAGTTTGTGTTAGCATCTCTTTCTATCGAGTCAAGTTCGTCTATTAACTTATCTGAAGCAGTCTTTGGTACAGATAGACTAACCATTGTCATGGACCTGGCTTGATTAGGCCTTGCCTCTCTCTTTGCAATGGATGTGCTAACGAGCAAAGCGTAGTAGGGAGGGATTGGGGTCTGATTAGCCAAGTAAAGTACAAATAGGTCAAGCAGGTTATCGGGCTAGAGCAGAATCGTCCTTTAATGAGGCTAGGTCAAGTGAAATTCTAGGTATTGACAGTGGAGCAAGTCACCTACTATCATTTGTATTTGCTTAGGGGTACACTGGGCGCGGAGCGGATAACTGAAAAAACTAGGCGCGCAGCGGATATCTTATTCTAAATAAAGAGCTCCTCAATCCCATTTTTTGAGAGTATAAGCATCCATCGGTCGAGAGCGCTGTAGCTGTGGTGAGAAATAGATAGCTTTAGGTTGTTACGAAAGTTTTCTCATGCTAAAAGTGCTGGTGACAGCAATCGACTATGTTGGAGTCACTACCGAGGCAGACTAAGCCCATCTGCTTTATAGTCGAGTAGACTTCCAGGACAAATAGCCAAGCGATAGGCTCGCTCGTTCACTGGGACAAAAAGCCGAGCTTTCAAGGGGCGAAGCGATCGAACTAGTTAGTATTTATGACTCGATTTTGGCTTCTGAAAGAAGGCCTTAAATCAAAGTAAGGGAGGCGCGCGCAAGTAAGTTCTCCTGAAAAGGGGGGCTTAGGGAAGAAGTCCCGCGTCAGAATCTTGTTGATTTAGAGAGATGGGCCCTTTATCCTTCAGTGTTGAATGGTGGTTGTGGGCACGCTCGCTATACGAGTGCTTCTCGTATCTGAAAGATACGCATATGCGGGTTCCTTTCAGTGGCTAAGTGCACTTCCAGAGCTTATCTATTTCGTGAAGAACTCCCCAACGATGTTAGATATATAAGTTCTTCGGGAGGCAGCAGCAATGCGTACTGGGCCAACACAAGCCCAGCCTCGCTCCAGAATGGTTATGAACTGCCAAACCTTTAGCTCCTCGTTTCAATTTCCATTCCTCTAAGGTGGGGTTTACCCAAGTTCATGTGATAGGACATAGTCTACCTCGAAAGCAACTGAACTCACCGATACGCACATATTATGTAAACCCTTAGCGCCCGCAACGATAATGCCCTTCCTTCTATTTTCGTAGTTGACTTCTTCCTTGGATGCATGATTTTTATTGGCTTTTTTTTTCTACACATTAGTAGTTACTCACTGGGTAAGAAACATGTTGTTTAATAGACTGAAAAAGAGGTTGCTTATCGTTTGGTGCTGGCATCTGACTTATTCGTTCTCTCCTTACAGGGCGCGCCTTTGTATTTGTACCAGTTGAGGACGTCTGCTCCTGCTTTTCAGAGAAGTGGAAGTAGCACGCGCTATATCAGTGCCAGGCCAGGTATCTTTTAGAAGGAAGTCTAAACCATAGCTCCCGAAGCAGTGAATTCACTCTCATCTACAGGAAGGAGGACGAATTGGTGACCTTCCTTAGGAAGGACATAATGTGGATGTATTCGCATGGAGTGCGAGTGAGCTACTGAGCCTTGTTTCTGCTTTGTAGTTTTATGCTTTTAGCAAGACTGAAAGTAGATTATAAGGTTTGCTGTACGATACCGGAATACAAGCCAGTTATGGGTGGAAAGCGCGTAGTATTAATAGTGCCCTTAATTATCGTTATAAACTATAAGTTTCTTGCTTTCGTTCCTATGTTTTAGCAGCCCTAGTAAGGTGGCATTCTACTTATAAGATTTCCAGTAGTTTATACAGAAAAAAGTGGTAAAAGAAAGGTTTGCAGATTGCCTTGTAGTTTACCTGGTCGTATAAGTAGCTTTAGAAAGCTAAGCATCTCTAGCTGTAGTTTGACCAGCGAAAGGAATAAGATCATAAGCCATAAGATTCTCTGTTGTTTCTACTGTTTTAGAAGAAGGCAAAGCCGTGTATGAGATAGAAAGTAGGAAACCTGTATTCGTATCAGTACTTTGAGTAAGCCGTAAGGTCAGCTTTCATATAAGGAGTTTTAATCGATGCCTCTCATTCTTGCTTTCAGCTATAAGAATCCTAATTAAATTTAGTAGTTTATAGTGTTTTAGCTGGCCTAGAAGATTGAATTGCAGGAAAAAGGTAAACATTTCGTATTAGGCCTTGCATTCTCGTTACCTGCTTTCAGAGTAGTAAGCTCACTTCTAGTTGGAAAGAGTATTACCTCGGGCTAGAAGAGTACAAGCTAGCTATAACATTTCCAGCTGGCTATGAGATTACTGTGAGTGACGTATAATGTGTGGAACCTTTCTTTCATTCAGCAGTTTAATTTCATGTTTGCAGGTTAGTTGCTTTCGTTCCAGTGAGTAACTATCTTTGTTGTCACTCTATACAAACAAGCTTAGGATTGATTACACTAGCGCTAGCGCTCAATTTTATGCTCTTAACATTAGTAGTTACTCGCTCGTTGCGCGTGCCGTAAACTAAAGGCGCATCCGTTTTTCTTGCTTGGCATACTTGTAATTTGCCCTCGTACGAGCTTTCCGAAAGTAGACAAAAAGTAGGAGTTTTGCATATAGGTGCGGACTACTTTTTGCACAAATTGGATTGGGCCTACTAAGGGGAATACATGAGTAGGAGTTTTGAATATTGGTCTTTCTGCCCCACTACCCCGCTGCCTCCTGAATATGTATGCAGTGAAACCCTAGGAAAGTTCAAGCTTGAATATAAAGTAAAAGATGGTATCTTCCTAGTACCAAAGAGCTATTGTTTGAACACAGATGATGGAAAGTATATCATTGTTCATAAGGGTCCCGCGAAGGCAAATGTCTCAAGTTCTTGGTTCAAAGAGCTGTGGCTGGATATGGAGAATTCCCTGAAAGTCGAAGTAACATCAAATTTCCGAGTCGATAAGAATAAATTCATTGATAGTAAGAAAACAAGTTCACATGAACTTGCTTTACCTAAATCTGAGAAACGGAAGAAGGTAATAAAAGATGGCTTCTGGGTAGACACCGAGCCCATTAATATACATGATTTGTCAGGAATAGGTGAACAAGGGCGTTTACTCATTGAACGATTAGATAAAAAACACGGAAATTAGATCACATTTTCATATAAGGCACCTGGACACCTGAGCAACCAGGCTTTCTCTTCCTAGAATTCGATTAGATTCGTTATAGGCTGAACAAGACTACCTCTTCGCTTAACTTAACTGTACATCTCACCGATGGGTCCTCAGGATTGACCATGGATTCAAAGAGCTGGGGATGTTATTCGAGTGGAAGGAAGCGCATAAAGCAAGAGTTGCTTTAAGACAAGCAGCCCATATCTAAATTATTTTGATTTTTATTTAAGCCCATCTCTCTATTAGTATTCTTTTTCATATCCTTACCTTGGAATCACAGATCTATATTGAAAGCCTTAGCCTTAGGATGAAGAGAAGCTTGCCTTTTAGGGATAGGGATAAAGCACAGCTTTTTAGACGAAGAAATATTCCTTGGGAATGGATGAGTTGAGAAACTATAGAGGTCTGGTGGAATCGAATCTATATGCTCTGGCTCGGTCTTCTTTATGCATAGCCCGTTCTTGCTTGATAGCATTCCTTGGAAAGAAAAAGAACGAACTTTACTCACGAACTCGCATTACTGACACAGAACATTAAGAAACAACATTACTTAAGCCACAGGAAGCTTTTAACTCGAAAAACAAATCACTTACTGTGTTTACCACTTCACTTACTCAACAAGCTGGCAGTTCTCGCTGGACTTTAATAGGTCGTCAAGTGGAAAGAGATAGACGAGTAGTCAGATCAAGTAAGAAAACTTTTCACTTATAACCGAAAGACGGGTTACCTAACTTTTTGGTAGTACCCTAGCCCAAGCCACTAGGCGGGGCCGCAGGAAGTCTATATCACAGTAGAATCGTATACAGTGTATAGCTGTAGAAAAGTTGTCGACTATAGATTGGCTTTATATCTCACAGGTAGTCGGAGTGATAAAAGCGTAGTGACAAGGTCCGATTATCCATTTCGAGGAATAAAACCCGCATTGCTACGCACCCTTGTAAACGGTGCAGCTATGACAAAGGTTCGATCTCGTAATCGATGCAGCAATTGTGTCATATCTCGATCACCCAGTCTCTCCCTATCGATAGTTTATTTCCTTGCTCCCAGAAAAAGAATCCATTGAATTTCGTGAGAAATTGGGAAGCCCTATGAATAGGTGACATGCAATAGGATCCGCCCGGGCCTAGGTGCGTAGGATGTTTTCTAAAGCTTCTACTCCCTTGGTTCTATGAATCCCGACTGAATCGGTGAACTTCTTTCTTTCACTAGCTGCTTTTCACCAATTCAACTTCACTATGTCTGTGAAGAAGTGCGATATATTGTCATGCGAATCCTTTCTTTCAATCGCCTCTTCTTTACTTGACCCGTGCCACTCTTTCCTTAAATGATATTTAAGAACCGAATCAATCCTGAGGTTCACCTATTTGCTTTTCACTTCTTTAACGTAGCACCCTATCTTATCCTGAAATGAAATACAATAGGAGGGGCCACTTCACTTCAGAAGGGGGGCTCGGGGAATCAGACGATAGGAAGAAGTCTACTATTTATTGGAAGGGAAACCACAACAAGCTTAGGCGGAAGAAGATTTGGGTAAGTGATTAGGGCTGATACTCCAACCAGATTGGGAATTGATGGAAGATTCTCTAGGGTTTGGGTGGAAGTTGGTGAGAGAGGTAAAATTCCACCTTTTAGAAGATATGAAGTTAGAAGAAAAACTGGCAAGGTGGATTTGGTTAAGATCCACTTTGTGGTAGAAGAAGAGGAGGTGAAGTCTGATTTTCATGAAAACATAAAGAAGCTGGCTCTGATCAACTGGAGCAGTCATGATGAGGCTAGATTGAACTCGGTGGTTCCTCCTCCTCTGGTGCCCATCCACAATCCAGCAGCTTTACTGGCTCTTCCTAGCAATCAACCTACCAGTAAACCAGCTAAGAAAAGATCAAGGAAGAGGAAAGCTTCTGCTTCTAATACTCCCAATTCTCCTCCTCCCAACCCCACTTCTCAAACCAGTCCAGGGGTTCTTACCAGATCCCAAACTAGACAAGCTGGGATAGTAATAAATGATGCTGGTGCTAGCAAATCTCCAAAGGATGGTCAGAACAAAGGGAGTAAGGGGAAAGAGAAAGCTGACACCAGCAAGGAAAGGGAAGTAGCTGAACTGAAGAAGGCTGCTAAAGCTAGTAGGATTCAAAAGTTCAATGAGGATTTGCAGAAAGCTAGCAGGGGTCCTGGTAAATCAAGTAGGATGAGGCAAGAGGGAAGAATTGCTAACTCTGAGAAAAGCTTGAAAGGAAATGGTGCTCCACTACTCTCGTCTCCGTTCGAGGCTGCTTTTCTTTCTCTATCTAATAGGGAGTCTGCGCAATCTTCTCCTTACTGAAACTCTCTTTTTTACTTTGAATTTATTACGCTGGAAAAATTCTTTTTAAGGTAAATAGTAGTCATTTCCAAGGGAACATCTGAGGAATTCATAGTATAAAAACCCCCATTTCGTCATAGTCCTTGTTGCGTCAAATTCCCGGTGAGAGTATTCGATTTTGCCTTGTCCTCGCTATGCAAATATTGGAAAATAAATCTTATTAGCTAGCAACAAAGGGGCGGCAATACATGCAATAAATAGTAGACCAAGGAAGTCTTTAAAGATAGACGATGCATATCATTGTATATATATAAATGTTATAGTAAAGCTACCAAAATCTACTAACCGTCTATAACCTGGGAAAGTAAAAATGTCAACTTAGATTTTCTTTTTAAGCCGATCAAAAATCTCTGATTGGCGACTGGCCCTCTTTATCTCAGAGTGTGAGCTTGGCGATTATTTATTACCATGTTGGGCGGAGCGTTGCCGATGACTGCTACGAGAAAGCGGGAGAGAAAAAGCAAGTAAAGCCAGAGATAAGAGAATTCCAACTCTTTTTAACGAGGTAAAAGTAGGGCTCTTTTTCGTAGTTGTAGTAGTCTGATTCGTTTAGAGTGTTTAGCTCATTGAGTACGTTCTGAATAGAATAGGATTCATACGTTCTGGTATTCCTCTATAAGTGAGTTATTACGTTCCGTCGGAGAGGCCGAATGCAGGTATTATGAATGCGGAGAAAACGAAAGAGATTAGCTTATCACTAGCTAAAATAAATGAAGAAAAGAGGAAATCAAGCAAAGGCAAAACACCTGCAATATCATGTCAACCCAATGTGCTACAAGTCAACAACAGTCTGACCTAATGGTCCTAACAGCCATACAAAACAGTCTCCAAGATGCTATGGCTAAAGCCTAAAGTTCAATAAAGAAAGATACAAGGAGTATGCAACCTCCGTAACTCCTACTCGAGAACATGAACAGATGACTCCGCCTCATCACCATCCTCACAGTAAGGCTCTGTCGCCCCACCGGCCATAGAAAGAGGCGCTGTCATCCCACTGGCAATGGAAAGAGGCTCTGTCGTGCCACTCTCCTCTCCACAGTAAGGCTCAGTCTCTCCACTATCCTCAAACGCTGAATCCATCATATCATCATCAAGAGCACAACGAGGAAGGGCTAGAACCACCTCTAGCGGCTCCTCATCTATAAAGCTGCTGATGGACTCAGTATCTGATGAAGTCAACAGCTCAGTATCTCCAGAACCACACGGCTCAACTAAAACAGTGTCAGGAGAGAAAGCATAGGCCACCTCCATCGCATGGGACAGATCAATGGTCTGACACTCGGTGTACGAGTCCACTAACCCAAGCGAAGTCAATGCCAAGGTGCCAGAAGGATCAATCCCACCATAACCTGCGATGACAAAGCAGTAAGTGGTCCGGAGATGACAAGTAAAAAGAACATGATAAAGAGATAAGTACCAGAAGCAAAGAATGTCGCAAGTGCAGCATCCACTAGCAATGCTATATCTCCTGCAGAAAGCTCTAACCCCTGGTATAGGCTCAAATGGCCGAAGGGAGACAAGTCCACATCAAAAGCAAATGTGGAGAAAAGAAGGCGACCTATATGTCGAGTCAGACAGAAAGGTGAATGAAAGTGCGAAGATAATATGGAAAATCAAAGAGTAAGCAAAGTGATACCTAGGCCGAAGGGTGAGCGAAAGACCCGAGGAAGAGGTGCTACGTCACACCCAAGCGCAGTCACCGGAATAATGGCCAATGTGTCATCCGGGATGATGGAGGAGATTTTGGTAGAGGAGGTTCCCACTAGTCAGACACTCCCGTGGGTAGAAGGAGATAAAGACTGTGGACCAAAGTAAGCAAGCACCTGGTACTTAGGCCAGCAGGGGCAGGCTCCCTGCTATCAGGATGTTGTAAGGTTCAAGAACAGAGAACTATAAGAGGTCCGGGGCTCAGGTAAGTCATACTGACGCACAGATAACCAAAATATAGTATGCGCTGGGTGTAAAAGGGTGAAAGTCCACACTGACCATCAACTTCTACTACTTTTCTAACTAACTGGAGACAAAATAAGGAATTGAATAAATATTTCTTTCCATCAATCTGTGTCTAATAGCTTGAAATCACCTAGTTGGGTCGAAACCTTACTACTGCTTACGACTACCATGGAAACTACTACTAAATCTGGTAATCCTCTTTCAGAAAGCAAGAAAAATTAGTTTATCGAAAAGAATATGCGTAGTTGGTTGGTGTATCAATCGGCAAAATACCTGACTTCTGGGGCTAGTTTCTAAAGAAGAGGATTCCGGTTTTCATGCAATTTCCGTAGTTGGCCTTAACCCGCTGAGCCGAGAAGGAATAGCAGACAGGGCAAGGGAAAAAGGGGAATAAATAGGGCAAGTTGTTTTGAGAAGAAAGTGGTCAGTTGTTTACTCTTATTTTACTAATTCTTGCTGGAAGAAAAAGAATGTCGTCTTAAATGTGTTCTCTTGCTTTTGTTTAACCCATGGATAAAGCCAATTGGATGTTTCTACGGGTATAAAAAAGCTAATGACGTGGGACTCGATGAAGCTTCTTCCAGGTTCGCTAAAGAGTCTAGCTGAAAGTCTATGCCCAGAGCTAGGAAGTAAAGGTCATAAAAGTGTTCTTTGAAAAAATCTGGAATAAATAAAAGAGGAGTTGATTGAGTACATGAACAAAGATATTTACCTGCTGGGTGGAATCATGCTAAAAGCTCAAGAGATCTACTGGAAGGAATACCAAATTTATATTAGCAAGAGGATCACACTCTCATCGCTGGCTTTAACTATCTTTAGATTGGCATACTACGCCGAGGCTCCTATATCCATCCCTTCAAGTAATGCTGATCAGTTCATTCGTCGTGGCTACTACGGTGGTAATGCCGTAGTGTACATACCAAGAGGTATGAATCTCTTCTACTATGATGTTAATTCGCTAGACCCTTTCGTGATGATCAATTCACCAATGCCAACTGGAAAGGGTGGGTGTATGGCATGGAGATTTACAGAATAAGAAGCTTGCAGCAGAGGTTTTATTGAAGCATTTATTGAATGTCCATCAACTATGAATAAGCCTTACAGAGATATGAAGAGTGGAGCACTTCTCTTTCCTACTGGCCAGTTTCTAGGAGTGTACTATAGTGAGGAGCTGAAGTATGCTGAGTCAATAGGCTACACTGTGAGACCCTAAGAGGATATCTGTATGAGAAGTCTTATGGCAAACTTTGTTCACGAGAAGTGAAGCTAAGAAAGAAGGGAATAGTGGTCTATCATTTGTATACAAGATTCTAATGAATTCACTTTATGGTAGGTTTATAATATTTTATTATATATAATAAAATAATATATATGCTTATAATAGTAGCAGAGGTGTTTTATTATCTCTAACCCGAAGGTTGTCTCCTCCACAACTTCTCTTGATCTTTGGCGCACCTTTACACAGTCTTTCTCTGCCTCTTCTCGAGCAAGGCTGACTTCATTAAAGAAGAAACTTCAATCAATTGTCAAAGGCGGTAGTTCTTGTGCTGAGTTTATTCAACAGATTCGAGCCTTGTCAGATGAACTCGCGTTCATTGGCTATCCGATTTATGATGAAGATCTAGTTCTTGCTCTTCTTGGTGGTCTCAGCTCTTACTATAATGCCTTTGTGGTAGCGGTTAATTCCAGACAAGAGCCTATGTCTTTTCTTGAGGTTCAATCGCTGCTGTTGAGTCATGAAATGCTCTTACAGACTAAAAATACACCTACATCTTCTTTACCTACTTCTTCTAATCCAACAGCCTTTTATACTGCCTCTCAATCGGGTTCTACCAGACCTAATAATTCTCAGCGCAACTTTCAACCTTACAAAACCAGAGGTGTTCCCAATCGACCTTCTAATCAATCTGTCAGACCACGCTTTCCTAATTCTCAACCACTGTTACCCACACCAGTATCCAGTAATACTGGCAACAGAGGTTCAGCCGATACTGGTACCCAGAACAAGTTTGAAACTTGTCAGATATGCTGCAAAAGAGGTCACACTGCCCGAGGCTGTTGGTGGAGATGTGATATGCGCTACACGGATGACTTTGATCAAGCGAACAAGAATAATAAAAGAAAGCTGAGCTAGCGTAGACTAACTCATTGACAACAGAAGCTAAATAAGTTATTGACTTACGCAAATAGGTAGGTTAAGGCTCATTACTAGTTACGAGCGTAAGGTACGTTGTTTTCTAGCTGTCGATACTCTGCCCATATTGCGTTTACTCGTGGCGGCACTTGCTTATTGGGATAAATTGACTTCCTACCTCCTGGATCAAACAGTTGATTCACCTAGGGATGGGCAAGCAAAAGCAATAAAATACTAAATAAGGGAACCAGACCAACGGAGAAACTTATACGCGGAGATGGTATTTCAAGTCGATAAGTGCCGTCCAACATCCTGTTTGATACCTTATCTCTGGTTATTGAATTTTATTCTTTCTTTTGTGGAATAAAATTGCTTACTTGACGAAGGAGAGTAAGGAATGCTATATATAAATAGGTGCCAGGAAGAAAGAAGACTAGGTTTTGTATATAAAGTAGCCACGTAGGAGATTGAGTAGCACTTGACTAGATTGACTGGTGCGTGCGCATTTCCGAATTGCATTTCTTTGACTTGTATTTCCGAGATTTCCTTTGGCATTTTCATGGCCTTACAGAGTTAGTTACGTGACTTGGAGTTAGTGATTTCCCGGATTCCCCGCTTCAAAGAGATTGGTTCCAGGTCCTCATTATTATTGGAAGTGAGTGATGCTTTGTCTTAGAGCTCGGCGCGCGCTCTTCTTTCGAGAAGGCTCTAGATATATATTGGCACTTCCCCTACACGTACTGCAGGAAACCTTTCTTCTGATATGCCCACTATTCTGATAGCTAGGTGCGGCCCGGTGCTGCCAGCTTTCTTTAGCTTTGAATTTAAATTCTCTCAGGAAAGAATAGGTCTTCCCGTGCGAACAGGATAAATAGACAAGTCTTCATTTTCTGAAGATGCAAGGGCTTAAAGAGGCATGTGATACGTTGAAGGAGATGGATTAAAGGGATTTCGTACCCAAATTCTCAGTGTACTGCAATTTGGTACGGCGACTGAGGCATGCAAGTAGTAAGGTGGCCGAGGCGACTGATGTGGTTAATTATATGGTGGAAAAGGGGCAGTACCTTCATCTGGTGTCAAGATTCAATTTGGAAAAGAGAATTTGTGTTTAGGAATAGAAAGGTGCTTTTACTTTTTGATTTGAAGTGTTGTTGGCTTGGAAAAAGACACTGAGATTTGAAGCATTTCAGGAAGATTCCCACTTTTATCATTATTTGATATGGGCTCTTATCCGACTTAAGCCTTCTTTTCTTTGAGAAGAGAGCTTCTTCCTTTTTTGAGCTTACTCTCATGCTTAATAAAAAAGAGCTTTGATCTTCGCTTTTCTAGTTCATCGTTGGCTGTAGAGTTTCCCAGTGATTGATGGCTGAGAGGAGTATGTCTCAAACTGTGCTTGGTGGCTCGTAGTTACATATTCTGAAGAGAAGGAGGTGAACGCAAAAAAGCCGATTCTGGATCTTGATCCGAAAGTTACAATGCAACAAAGGCTATTCACTGTGTAAATTCATATCGTTTTTCATGTTAAACTTACGTGCAACTTGATAAAAGAAGTCCGTCTTGCTAATCTTATTCAGTCGTGCCATCAGTCTACGTCATGTCGACTTTTGCTGGAAAACATCCACTCGGACCAAGAAGAAAGTCTTTAGTATGCAGTGGATGGAGTATAGGATATGCTTTTTCGAATAAGCTTAGTAAAAGTGGGAAGTTTTGCGGATGTGATTCAGTTTGTGGCCCGGCGTCCGATCGATAGTAAATTTTCTTTTCTTTCCAGATCTACGGATATGCGAGTCAGGGGCTGCTTTATGCCAGGAGTATGGCGAGCGAGTCAAATCCTGAGAGATCGTAGGTCACCAGTCATGGAGAAGTGGAAGGTTAAAAATGCGCTTATGGTTACGTGGGCAATTCAATCAGTCAGAACTGTTCCAAGTCGCAGATTTCAAGCGGCGCTAGGTTCTATATAAAAAAAGGATTTTTATGGCGAGGAATAGCGATCTTCGGTTGCATAAAAATATGTATGAGATTTGTGAGTTAATTAGTTGGAGTCCGCTTCAATTTCTAGCGAATCCAAGCTCATCGAAGAAAATGAGATCCTTCAGTTGGAATATATTCGTATTGGCATCAGAGCTCTGAAACCAATACTGGCCCTATCCTGGATGTTTTCTGGCGCTTTCATAGTGGAAATCTAGATAAATGGATGTAGTTCTCCGTGTAAATTTGATGGACTTACACTTGGCTTTGTCTTTTCCTTGCTCAACCGAGTCAAAGCGTTTTTGAAGATATACTTTGTCTGCTGGCACCAAAAAGAACTCCGATAGGTAGGTCGGTCAAAGGCATGGGTAGAAACCTGAAAGTGGGCCAGGCAAGCGATTTCACCCGGACCATATTCTTTGACTCTGTCTGCTATAGAAACTCGGCCACCCATCAACATCCAATAAGGTCTAATTGGAATATTTAATTCGTTAGCAAAGAAAGGGGAAAATCCTTTGAAACCTGTCTTGCTTTCATCCGGTTTTTCGAAAACGCTGTAAGTTCCAAACCTTTCCTCCATTACCGGGCCTGGGGATGCTGTTCCAGGAAGAGCTACAGTTGAAGGAGATGCTGCTGAAAGTTCACCTGTTTCAGTTTCAGTTGGAGTACTAGCCCCAAGGGAAGGAGCAGAGGTATCAGATATGTCAATCTACCTGTTGCTCCAACATGTGAGGAGATAAACCCGAAAAAAGAAAACCACGAGTGATCCGACATTAGTTCGAAACCTGCAAGCGTGTAGCGAGTGAGTAGAATCCTTGGGCTCCGAAACAAGCGAGTTCAAACCCTACCTATTGTCTTCTTGACCAATCAAGTCAAGCTTTAAAACAGCTTCTTCTCAACCAGGATACGAGCCAATCCCTAGAAGCGAGGAGAGAGGTTATTTCAAATTCACAAAGCCAAACTGACAAGCGAGAGCCGGTGAGTAAGGTGGAGGCAGAAAGGAAGTTGTATTCATCTCTTTTTCCCGGAAAAGTATACTTGTGAGGAAATAAAAACCAAGAGGGCGGCATCGCTTCGCGCCTTGTTTTTCTGGTAAAGAAAGTCCTATCCTAGCAATAAGTGATGAAAGTAGTACCCAAGCCATTCGTTGGTCTTTTACCCCAGTAATAATAGTTGTCCCGAGCTGTATGAAAAAAAAGCTATCCTTCCGCCAACCTAAATGAATGGAAAACTTACTATCTCTATCTATATCTCTTTATGAAAGTACCGATCTTATTTCCCTGGCTCCAAAGAGCATATTGGAATATATAGAAGAGAGAGAAAACACACAAAAAAAAACAGGAATTGTCAACCGCTATCGAGTTCACTGCTTTAGAGAGGGTGCGCAGGGTATCGTCCCTATCTCCTCGTGCCCTGGCTTATGTATGTGAAAAAGCAAACAATGAAATCATAACCTCCTTCCCCGGTTACCCTCCCAGTGGATGCAGGATGTACTTTACCTGCTCAGGTTGGTTTACTACCTGCCTTATGGGGTGAATCGTGCCCATAGAAGAAAGACCTTTCCTCGCACTCCTCGACCCCTTCTGGCTATGCGAAAAAGAACAAGCCCACATATGTCAATGTCAAATGTCTGAAGCATGCTCTACAAAGTCCTTATTCTCCTCCAGACCTTATAGACTCAAGCATCTCAGGGGTGGGTACGAAGTGTATTAAGACCTTATTCAATGGAATCCATCATCTCCCTGTTCCTTTTGACTTGACTCCCCCGCACGGAGAGAATGGAATGTTTATCACTCTAGGCAAACCTTACTTCGACCCCTTCCTTCTTCGAATGCGTACTTGCGCTTGTCAAACTGTTTCTCTCTCATTGGCTTCTTGCCAGCTGCACCCTCTGTTCGTTCGTGGCTTTATCCACTTACTTCGGCTTGATTCGTAGAGTGCGTGCGTGATTGAGTTTGTCAAGGAGCAATCTTCGTCTTGAGCGCTGCCTGCCCATTCTTTCACTTCTTTTATTCTTGCTAGCTGGTTAGTAGGGTCGAAAGAAAGCGAAACTCTAGACAATCGTAGAGAAGAGCTTGCTTGCATCTCGGATTTCTTATTAGTAAAATCTCAATACATATCTTTTGCCCTCTTACGTTATATCTAGATAGCCTACCTAATCATAGTGCGGAGGCCTGCCTCTAAGAATCGGGCTAGCTATTATGCACCATCATCAATCAGCTATAGAAATTGCTTCGCACCTCGGTCTCTTTAGTAACTTTTTCTTTAGACGACTTAAAACTCGCGCCATATGAGACTTTCATTCTTGTGGTTGAAATGGATGCTTTAGTAAGGAATGCCACTTTAGGACCAACAGTGCCAATCTCTCAGAAAAAAAAAAATAAATAAATTAAAAAATAAGGATAATAAATATGGGAACACTCCTTCTTAATAAGGTCGACCACTATAGATAGCAGAATCATTGCTCATCCTCTCGAGTAGGTGACTAGGTCGTAGTGGTAGAACATGAATATCTGCCATAAGCGCAAGAAGCAATTAGGGCTTAGAATTGAATAGATAGACACATGTTTGATAAACTCGGCAGTATCTGTAATGTTCAACGTCCAATTCACGTTAGAGTCAAGAGAGTATGCACTTTAATGAGAAATTAGTGTTTGTGTCTTCAGCGTTAATCTGAAGGAGAGGAAGTAGGGATCGTGGGCTAAGAGTCAGTGGAACAGCCCACATTGCTGTAGATAGTACGCAGCCTACTAAAGCAACAATAGAGATCCAGCTAGCTAGTCGTACTGAAATAGTAGCTATAACTCGAGAGAAAGGAATAAGACCGTGTGTAGTTTCAATGAAAGGATGAAGAGCAAGTCGTACAGATTTAGATCAAAAAGCGTTTTGAGATTTGGTTGTCAAGTCCATAAGCAACAAGTCTGACAGTAGCATTTAGAGTAGCAGAGGAAAGCAAATCTACCATACTACTGAATGCCATACCTACTTTGAAAATTAGAGTATAGAAGCTGTGATTATGGAACTTTGAAAGGGCCTGCAGTAGATTATGTTGGATAACAGATTCATAGTAATTCACTTTATCCGGATTGAAGTGAAGCATGAACTTGTTGTTCAGTAGCGAGTGCACGTGCGAGTTACTCATCAGCTTTGTCTTTTTCTTTTTTCCGCAACTGTAGCGTCCATTGCTTGTAAATGATGTCGCATGTTTATTCGAGCTGTATCCAGTTCTCTATTATTAGAAGAGTCCATCTTGACGGGTTGACCTTGCGAGTAAAACCCTTGACTATGAATAGCCTTTTGACGGAATTTAATAGGTTGGTATGCACCCTTCTTTTTAATAAGAGGATTTTTCTCTGGTAAAGCTCGACCAGAAATGGTAGGGGTATCTTTAAGAATCTCCTCAGATGTCTTAACAATGGGAGCTTGGAGGCTAGTGTGGTAGAACTCACAGATACATCTGCAAAAGGTTCAAGAAATGTATTGTCCTGGGCGAAGAGGTTCACGCTAGTTGTGGGTCAATGAAATGCTGTATCTCTCTCGAAAAAGGAGACGGGCACCTGATATGAGATACATACTGGAGTCAAGGATTGGGACCTTCGAAGGCAAATTCATAGTTTTTCTGTGGAAAGAAGGACCACCCAGTGACAAGCAGGAATCTAGTGGCTGATGCATCAAGCTCCATGATTTGAAACAATACATAAGGAAGAATAGAAATAAGGGTCGTCAAACCAAACGTGGCCAATCTCCGCCAGCCAAGCGCTAAGGCTTAACTCAGGTTAAAAGCGCTGTCGCATCAATAGGTAAACTATGAAGGACAGACCGTGAGTTTCCTTCCTCTATGAATCTTAGGAATGATTAGTACCTTTTCGTACCTGGCAGTAGTGCATTTGCCCGACTCTGCCGGCAGTACGTACTTCATTTCCAAAGTGTGTTCGCATATACGAGAAGTTCACTATTTCAAACAGATCGGAAGAGGATTCGAATGCAAAATTCACATTACGTACGCGTACCGAAGTTAATTAAGAGTAAAAATCTAGGTGTTCCACGGCACGAAGTAGGGATACCATTTAAAGGATGTAGGACCGGTCAAGTAAAGTACCTCATTTTCTCGTGTCTCGTCTATGGGCCCAACCGACATGCCTGATGTGTGCTTCCCTATTGATACAAATTACCATTTTTATGTTTCCTGTTCTATCTGACACGGCCTATCGGAACAGCAAAGTCAACCCCTTTGACAGTATCATTCCTTTCAAACAAACTCTTGAGAAGACAGTACAATACATGAAGCTTTTGTCGTAGAGAATACAAGGCCAAAATTCTTATGACAAAAAGTCCGACTTTCTTCTGACCCTTTCCTCGAAGTTAGAGTCGAAGTCGAAAGAGAGAATAAGCTTACCGCTCTAAGTCGATCTGGTCATAGAGTCCCCTATCTCTGTCGGTCTCGTACCCCAAACCTTAAAGCAACTCCAAGAAGTTCACAAGAGAAGAACCGGTAAGTCAAGCTTCCTAAGACTCCGATCCTGCATTCATTACCGGATTTCTAACCTAAGAGCTTTACTCCTAAAGTAGCATTTGCAAATGTCAATGTTGACCGAAGGTATAAGAAGAGAGCATGTGTAGAAATATACCTTGTTCTGAAGTCATTAATTTGTGGCATATCACCAAAAAGCATCGAGTTCCTGATGAGGATGTGACAGAGAGCCTCGTCGCTCCTAATCCCGTGAAAAAATGAGACGTTTTCAATTTTTTGTTTGGCAAAAACATCTTAGTAAGAGTTTCATACCTGCATCAGCTCCTTGTTGTGTGCATGTTTAACCTCAAAGGTGAAGCCCACATAATAAAGCCTCACCATCATCAACTCCAGCTAGCATAATAAAGACTTGCTTTAAAAAGCGTAGAAGTAGAAAAGTAGTAAATCCTATTCCTTGACTCATCGCTCTCAACCCGGAAAGGAAGAATCCGGCAGGGCTTTAGCCTAAAAACCGAATTTCATACACTTTTTGCTTTCAAAGAGAGAGAGGAAAGAAAATCACCTGCCAACGTCGTTCGTTACCCTGGAAATATTCCCATAGCATTTGCCTATATTTCCTTGTTTGTGCGCGCGTATTCCCATATGGTTTTCCTCTTATTTATTACGTAATACCAAAGTGCCAGACTTCCTGATTACTAGAATTTCCAGTTAGTAAATCTCCTAGATTTCCCATAGCATAAGAGTTTTTATGAGCACTCGCTTACATATTTTCATTTCTTTCCAGACTGGATTATTGAATCCCCTAGATCTTCCGCCTTTGGATCTCGATCTAGGGGATTCACTTCTGGACTATGAAAAAAGGAGTTAACCGTTGTTCATTAGGAACCGTTCATTCTTCCCTCAAAACTGCCTAGGAATGAATAGCTGGCTCCTACGAATCCCTACCCAGACGCATTCGCAGCATGGAAGGAATGCCATCAGTAGTTTGGGAAGTCTGGATTCTGTAGCTTCATATTTTACTTCCTATTCGGAACCATTATCTAAGAGATTCTTTTCAATGGGTTAGCGGTTGATGCGTTCCCATGGGCAGTACCAGCATTCTGCCAATCTACACCAGAATTAAAGATGGAAAGACACACTGCTGAATCTATAGAATGGGCTCTAGACTCACCAAAACCATTCCACAGCTTCAACATGCATCCACTAAATAACTCAATCATAATTATTTCATTTGACTATGTCTTGAGCATATATAGAGCTTGGACGCGGATCAAATAGTTCTCGAGAGTAGCTAGCAGAGTTATCAAATGGAAGATTTTCTTACCTAATGTTTCTTTATTTCAGAAACTCGAAGAAGGTCAACAAGGAAGGAAACTCTGAGGCAAAGACAGAGTATGATCTGGAGGAGGCAAACATAGACCAATCAAGCGTAGGACGTCAAAGAGCTTGTTTAACAGCATTTTTTTACTGGGTTAGGCCGTTCCACTCATTTGTTTCGTAAGTTTCCTGTCCCTGTTTGGTATGGTCCCTGATGTGTGCTATGGTGAAAAGTGAGATCCTTTTTCTCAAGTTTGAAAGGTGGGAGAGATACTTTCTATAGAGACTGGATTAGAGGAGATGCTTTGTCAGATCCAATGGTCAAATCTACCACAGATCTTTCTCCTTCAGCTCTATCCTTTCAATTTATCTTCCAGTTTCTTTATTTGCCCATGTCTGTTTCGGTATGCTGCAAAAATGGTGTATACTTGGCATCGGATTTGCCGGCTTCTTGAATCTTCTCGCGGAAATTAGTCTAGACTTATATAGTCGCTAGGATTACTACTGAGGCCATATTGTTTTCCGACTCTTTTATTCGCACAATTCACTCATTTTTCCGACCCCATAACTCCATTTGGGGCATTTCACTTAACAGTGGTTCATTATTGGTAACCAGGCCATGTTGATCTGGCTCTTTCGACTTCAAGCATAAGCCAGCACATTTGCCTTTGAGGAATAATATTGAATGGCCAGGTCGTAATCTTTCATCAATTCCAGCCACCTCCTTTGTCTCAAGGAAAAGCCCTTTTGCGTAAAGATGTGTTTGAGACTCAGAAGATCAGTACGAATTTGACACAAGGAAGAGTATCAATCTATGGCAAGCGTAACCCAGACTAAGACTTATACTTTGACTGTTTAGCCCGGATGTTCTGACGCAGACTACACTATTGCAGTTGGTTTAGGTTGTATAATAGAATTCTTAGCCGAACACCAGATAGAATTCCCAAGTAGCGAAAATCGTTATTGTCAACGCACGCGCCTTTACCTACTGCTTTTTATTCTCTCTCCTTCTTCTCTGCCAACCCTAGCTTACCTTATTGAATGCCTTTCCCTTGCCTTCTCGTCAAAATCCTCCGACGTTCCTCCAATGATAAATTCCAACTCATTCAATCTTCCTACAGCAATCCCTACATCCCTCACCAGTTCACCATTGGTTGTTCTAATGAAGGAGACCCCTCCTACTTCCTCCACATCAAGACATATTTTGACTAGAGATTTCCTCCCATTCCTTCTATCAACTTCAAACCAGAGAAAACAAAGGAGGTATAACTTCACGGGCACCAACCTCCACCAGTAGTCCCGAGCAAAGCGCAAATATAAAATGGTGAAACCGATCAGAAAATACCACAAGCTCTCTACCAGTATAAATAGATACCAACTTGATCAAAGGCAGTCGGTACAAATCCTTAGATTATGAATCAGGTCCGTCCGGTAAACTCATCAGCCCAAAAACCACCGCAAGCAAATTGATCACTATGATGCATCACCGCCTATTTTCCCACACCAACCAAATTGGAAATAAGTTCCGCTCTTTCCACCGTGAAAACATGGACCTTGTTCTTTACTTCAATCCAGAACCGGCTAGATAGATTTCTTTTATTTTTTTCCTTAGTAGCAGGACCCGACTCGTAACGTATAATGTGTCCTTTGTTCGCAACATGCCGTAGTTGCTCACTGAACCAAAAGCGGTATACGAACTTCTTTTATCCTGTGAAGCATATACAGGTACTTTAGTTTGGTGATAAGGTGATGCTGTAATATCCAGTGTGACTAGGTGCGGATGAAACGAGGCAACCTCATACGTCCTTTTTTACCTCACTTTCACTCTTTCCCTTTGGGTCAAAATAACTACCACCTCCGGCACCACCAAGTTGATACATAGATAATGCATTCTTGAATGTCTACATATAAAGAAAGAAGACGACTACATAAAGAAATTCCAATGGAAGTGAACTCCACAAGAGTAGCTGTTTACCCACAGTGATTTAATGTCCGAATTACCAAAAGGTATGGTTCAAGTCATATATGTGTAGAAAAAAAAGAAATCGGGAAAAAAGAAAGATCACTGAACTACCGGGTTTTTTCATCATCAAATCCCGGTAACCATCAACCGGGAAAAAATACACGTTCTTGGCATCGCGTACCTGGCAGGAATGCTGGAGTTATTTCAACAACTGCGCATTCTATGCAAATTAGAACAGGGCAATTTCCGCCAACACGACAGGAAAGCTTTTCTTTTTTTAGCACGACCGAGTCCGGTAATTTAGAACTCTTTCGATTGTCCTGTTGCCCTCTTTTTTACCTACACTCCTACTCCAAGCTACGCCCTTGCCAGGATAAGAATGGAGTGAAGACTTGGGAGTAATTAAAAAGAAAGGGAGGATCGATGTTTTATAACAAATAGGAGTAAGAGCTGATCTAGTCAGAGAGTTGCATGGTACTTCCCCTGTTGGTTACTCCGGAGTGAAAGCTACTTACCCGAGATTTCATAGGTATGCGTATTGGCCAGGTATGAAAAAGTGTGTGTGTAAGTTGGTCAAAGAATGTGAAGTTTGCCAAATGAATAAGCATGAGAACACACCAAGCCTAGGATCCCTTCATGTTTTTTAAATTGAGAAAGAAAGTGCCCTGGGTTAGCATGTGTAAGAGCTCTTTCACTTCCTCATCACCGACATAACTCTTCTTCAACTCCTAAAGCCGCTCAGGTAAAACTCCGGACACAGTTTGCGCTTCGGGCGTTACACTCTTATGTCACTCATTGGTCTATATTCCTTGCTTCCTTTTTCGGGGCAATGCATCAGCAGGCAACTCGGTGACACCTTCCCTTTTTTGTACTCTATGCAATACTCCAACCTGGTGAGCACTTTGTGTTGTAAGGGATGGATAAGCTTCTGATCGGTGTTGTGGTTGAGGCTTTTATGCTCGGTTCTAATTACCAATTTCTCCCCTTGAAATGAAAATGCCGCCATTTCTCAATTGCCAACAAAATCGCAAGGAATTCTTTTTCGTAAGTACACATCGCCTTGACCTTCAGCCCTAAGCTACGCCCTTGCTGAGAAAAGCAATTGGTCGCCCTTCTTGCATTAAAACCGACCTGTCTTACCTTCTTGAGATCTTTCTTCTTTATCTTCTCAAATAATACCATTGGGCATCAGCTAAAGAACAGACCCTGGGGGGTAAGGGTGCGTAATAAGAGTAAAGCATTTAAGGAGAAAAGTACGAAGCCATGGACAATTGAATACCTACCTCAGGCAGCAAAGGCAAGAATACTTAGCTGCCCAAATAGCCTTTCTCTTAAAAGATTGGAAATCTAAAGACAAGCTCCGAAACGAAGAGGTGCAATAGTACCGACCTACCCACAGTTTACATGCTGTAAAAGCCTGATAGTCAACAAAGGGGCGTTAGCCAGATACAATTGCAGAAAGAAATAGAGGAAAGTTATGCTTTTTCGAGTGAATGAACGAGCCAGGAAGAGCCATCTGTCTTCCAAAAAAAATCCAGTCTATCTATGATGATATTAGTTTACTTTCTTTCTTTGGTACTGCGGAAACTCATATATACAGAAAATGAAAAGATTCCACACAATGAGTAGTGGCATGCAGAGATGACTTGAAAGAAAGAGTTCTCTTTACAAAAGTGCCAAAATTCTCTTTCTTAATAGACGTCAGTCAGTCAGTCGCGGGCAGCCCATCTTCGTCTCCCCCTCCATCAGCTTATTCAAGGGTGCATTAGTATGTTTTCCATTTTGGTCTAAATTACTGGAGGCTGCTCATCGGACCTGCTATTGATGTCGATTCATACACACGTCCATGACAACTAGAGTAAAGCGTTCTGCTTGCTGGCTGGGAGCTGTATGAGCGGTAACGTCCACGTACGGCTCCGTGAGAAGGTGGACGGAAATGGCCTGCCTTGTTGTACCTCACTCCCGTCTTCAATGGGGTCTGCTCTTTTTTTTTTAGGAGAGTATGCCAATATGATCTTAATGAGGTGCGGGGCTTTGCATCTGACATTCGTTGGGCTTCCCTCTGCTGCGGTAGCCAGCGTCCCGGCTTTTTGTGCAATAAACCCCTCCGGCCGAAGACTAGTGATAGGTGGTCCCGCGGAGCTTTCGGAGAAGGGTAGCCCGGTGTGTAAGCACAGCAATGAACCGCGGCGAACCCTCAGACGACCCATCTAAGATTAGGAGGAGATCCTCAGTAGTAGTGACCCTGTTACTCTTCCACGGGCTTCTACATGTACCGATTGCTCATACGGGAAAGTAAACTCCTGGGTCTGGAAGCAGGGGGGTTGCTCCGATAAATCCTTTCTTTATCGTCCATTACAGGGGGTGCGGACACACCTGCGCGGATTACAGGTGACGGTTACAAGAATGGCGGGGAAGTGAAGAGTACCCGACGACATTCAGGGATGAATGTAGACCCATCGGGTAGGGATAATCATTCTGGTCCTGGGAGAAGTGGCGAAACCAGTCTGAGCTGAGGGAAGCCAATTGAGTTACTGAAAAAAGGACCGCAGGAGGCGAACCCTAAGCCCAGATTCTCAGAGCTGCTATTGCGGCGAAAGAAGACTCCCATATATACAAATTTAGAAAAGGGGAGGAGCTGGCTCGCCTTCATAGAAAGGCGACCGGGAGATGCTTTTTTATTTCTAGAATAGAAGGATAAGGTCAAGGAAGTTTATAGACCTAGGTAGGATAGAAGTCTTGATAAGGGGAATAGAGATGATGATAGAGATCCTACTGAGAAAGAGGAGAATCCCGTACGGGTACAACTATTCTTTGACCGAAGTTCAAAAAATGCGATCTTTTTTGTCTAATAGAACAAACACAAATACCTTAATTGAGTCCGTAAAGATAAAATCTGTTTATCAAAGTGCTTCTCTGATTGCTCAAGACATATCTTTTAAACCGAGGAACAATCGAATCTCATTTCGTTCCATTTTTAGTAAAATAGTCAAGGATATTCCATTAAGAATGCCAACAGGGGATTCCAGGACGGAGCCGTATGACGCGAGAGTGTCACGTACGGTTCCTTTGAGAAGGGTGTGAGACCACCACCTATCAGGCCCGCCGAGTGGTCCACGGAGCTGCATCCTGACTCACCCGGTCTATGCACATTGCTCTTTCTAGGAGGTTGGCTACCTATACTAGATCTTCCCATTTTAAATAGGATCCCGGGCTCGATCTGGTTTAGTATCAAGGTGATTCTTTTTCTTTTCTTATATATATGGGTCCGCGCAGCATTTCCACGATATCGTTATGATCAATTAATGGGGCTTGGCTGGAAAGTGTTCTTGCCTCTCTCATTAGCTTGGGTAGTTGCCGTTTCTGGTGTTTTAGTCACCTTTCGATGGCTCCCTTAATTTATGTGAAAGGCGGTTTCTTTAGAAGGAAGGGGCTACCCCCCGAAAATGCCCCGCCCCCTTGTTCTTTGTCGTTGGGGATTCATTGCTCATTCTGCGGTTATCAATAACGCAGCCGGCCCCAGAATGGAAAGGGCTGCGCGCAGAAGGGCTTTTTTGTGCAATCTTGCTCGCAACCCCCTATCCTCCGGCAAACCCGCGATCGACATCTATAACTGAAAGCTACACTGAGGTCGTGTACAACAACCTGAACTGCACAAGCCTGGGCTGGGCCTACCCCCATCCCGAGAGGAGCCGTATGAGGCGGAAACTCCACGTACGGTTTTGAAGCCGAGCCTTTACAGCAATGGGGCTTAGGGACCGATATGATGATTGGTTTAGGTAGGGCGGCCGGCCTACTATGGGCACCTGTAGGGATTAGTGCGTGAGACCGCAATAAAAAAATTGGCGCATGGGGCTCACCCTTTACTAGGGAATGGTAAAGGGAAACATAGCATGTCACAAGAGCGGGGCGAGGGGTAGGTAGATTCCATTCCCTGCAGCGAGAGGGACGCCGCGCGAGCCGGGCTTTGGAGATGAGGCAAATTGGCGAAGCCGACGTCCTCCACCAACCCCTGCAACCGGACCGAGAAAGCACGTTGTCACACCCCCTGCCTTCCTGCGGTGCCTAAAGGACGGGCCAGACGCAGCAGAGCGACGACCCGGGAGCGGATTCCCCGCCAGCAGAGGGGAAGGATACGGCCATCTCCAGGCACATCACAACCTACAGGCAAGACCGGCGAGACCCGGGAATAAAACCCGATTGGGAGTCAGAGGATCCATAGTACCTGCAGCCTACCACACTTCTGAATCATCTTTTTTTTTAAGGGGGTAAGGGATCTCTTTTCTGCAAAGGGAAGCAATCAGCGGAGCAGATTTGACTCGACACAACCTAACGATACATCCAATACCAAGGGGGTGGAAATGAACCGAAGACTTTTCACATACATAGTGGCATCAAAATTTAAGAATGAAGGAGGACGACCTACTATTTCGCAAGCAGGATTCTCCAGTTCCAGAGTTTGAACTGCCATGGCTTTTTGCATAAAGAATGTGTCTTGTCTTTCATCGGGGCACCCTTTTGAGTAGAAGAAAGCTCTTGGTTTTGTTGGTAAAACCCACGCTAATATCATATGAACTCTCTGGACGAAATAACCTGTTTTCGTTCGCAACAGACGAGTAACGTATAATGTTACGAGTTCAAAGGGTAGTTCCTCACTGAGTTCAAAAACCAAGAAATTCTCTCTGGATCATCCTGTACCGGGTGATGGGAATAATTCAGCGCAAAATTGGGAATGAAAACGAAATGTCTATAAATGAACTTTCTCATTATTCGGGGTTTCTGGGTCTTTTCGTTGCATTCACTTACAACCAGAAACAACCACCAGCGTTTGGTGCAGCACCTGCATTTTTTTGCATTCTTTCTCCTTTCCTTGGTCTTTTGTTCTGTCATATTCCAAATAACTTATCCAATTACAACGTATTAACCGCTAATGCACCCTTCTTTTATCAAATCTCCGGGACATGGTCTAATCATGAGGGTAGTATTTTATTATGGTGTTGGATCTCAAGTTTGTATGGATTCCTTCTTTGTTACCGGGGTCGCCCCCAAAGCCATAATGTCTCAAAACTAAGAGGCTATAGAGAAACTGTTCTTTTGTCCTTTGTCTCGAACTTCGTGAAGAACTCCATTCTATCTCTCCAACACAAAAGAGGGGCTGCGCCCCACCAGTTGTACACTTCCTTCGTTCGCTACGCCCTTGTGGATTCAGCACTTCGTTCGCGGAGGATGCGCCCTTTTCACGGGACAGCCCTTTTGAATGCGCCGCTCGACCCTTTGAATAAAATGAGCTGTGCTCTTCTGGGCGCTGGGGACTCCTGTGGTTCGCGAGAAGGAAAAAGGACTAATCTTTTGTTGCATCTGGCACGTTCAGAAAAAGAGAGAGCTTCGTCTATCGATGAAAAGCGGATGGACGGAGCTCTTGGCATTGCTTTGTTTTTCTCTCTTTTCCTATTAGCGAGTTCCGATCCTTTTGTTCGAAATTTCTTCGTTTGTACCGAAGCGCTTGCAGAATTAAATCCGGTTCTACAAGATCCTATATTAGCTATACATCCTCCTTGCATTTATGCCGGAGACGTCGCCAGTGCTATGGGCTTTGGCTTATGTAGATCAAAAATGATGAATGGGATTGTGGCACTCCACTCGCCGCCAATGCGGAAGGATGCCGCCGAAAAGAATGGAACGCTGCTTTGCTCTGCTGGATGCGTCGTATCCCATATAAGAAGCTCTCTCTTGACTCGATCATTCAAACATTTTGGGGGTGGCGCACCAGGTCTATTGTTGCATAGCAATAGAAGCCTGCTCATGCTGCTTCGGCGGCGGTTTTTTGCCTTCTCTTCGCTCTGGGCAGGAGCGCTAATGGACACGGGTAGGGAGCAGGCGAAGCGTGTCCTTCGTAATGGAAAGAAAGAGACCACTACTTCGCCTCTTTGTTGGACCGCCGGCGCGAACACCGTGGTCTCCGGCCAGGACCAGGAAGCAATTCGAATTTGGATCTTGACATGTTGGTTGTTTTTAACCGTAGGCATCTCGCTAGGAAGTTGGTGGGCTTATCATGAATTAGGTTGGGGTGGCTGGTGGTTTTGGGATCCCGTCGAAAATGCGTCTTTTATGCCTTGGGTATTAGCCACAGCTTGTATTCATTCAGTCATTCTACCCCTTCTTCATTCTTGGACCTTGCTTCTGAATATTTTGACTTTTCTATGCTGTGTCTTAGGAACCTTTTCAATACGGTCCGGATTGCTAGCTTCCGTTCATAGTTTTGCTACAGATGATACACGAGGACAATTTTTATGGTGGTTCTTCCTTCTAATTACAGGCATATCTATGAGTCTTTTCTACCAGATGAAGCGGCAGGCGTCGGTCCGTAGAACCTATAAAAAGGAGATGCTTGTGGCGCGAAGTACTATTGCGCACTTACGTCACTCGGCTCGCGCGCAACCCAGCCCTCCCGTTATTTTATGGCAGAATTGAGCTTCTGGCTGGGTTGGTTATTAAGAGCCAGCAATTGGTTGCCGGATTTCGTCCCATCCGTAGCACTTCGGAAGTCACTGTAGCGTGGCTGAATGTAGAGCAGTCCGCGACGGAAGCCTTTGATCAGTGAAAGAGCTCTTTTCACTCTATACATTAGTAGTTACTCGTTGCAAGAAAACGGATGCGCGAACGCGCAACGACGCGCAGTGCAGCTCAATCCGTTGCTTGTTCCGTTGCTTGTTAGGAGCAAGCCAAAGAGTTCATTCACGCTTCGCCCTCCGCCCCCCCGCCTATAAAAGCGAGCTACAGGAGCGAGCCTAGGAAACTGGCTTTAGTCATTAATGGTCGGATTGCAACATGGGGACCCGTTTTTCGGTATGCGTTGCGAACACTTTCATTTTTAGCCTCTCATCCTCTTTGGAGAAGCTCAAATAGAACGGATAGAGCAGATGGTACAACTACAGAACTTCTTCTTTTTCATTACTTCCATGGTCGTGCCTTGTGGCACGGCAGCACCCCTACTATTTAAATGGTTTTTTAGTAGAGATGTTTCCACTGGTGCCTCTTTTTTCAATGGTACTATAATTCCTATTCCTATCTCTTCATTCCTTTTTTTGGTCTATCTACATTCCAGGAAATTCATACGCTCCATGGACAGAGCAAAAAGTGGGGTGTTGGTCAAAGCAAGCCGCCCTATTCTATTACCAGACCAAATTGGTAGAAACTCATCCGCCAGAAATGCTTTATTTTTTTTCGTTACCCTTCTTCATTTCCTTCTTCTCGAATCCATGGGGGACTTTTCATATTTAGAATCCTTCTGCGGTCTGCTCTGTTTACAATTCTTTCGTACTCTTTTCTCTTTACCACGCAATAGGTCAGCGGAGCGTGAGCGGGCGCGGAAAAGGAAAGGCCAAACACTTCGGCCGGAAGGGAATGAGCAAGGGCTCAACGAGTTGATTAATATGGAAAGAAGGGTCGATGGTTTTGGGCCTGTAGCTTTCCCCGGCTCCCCCTCGTCGAGTGGTGCTTCTTTGGGGGGTGTGCCACCAAAAATAGGGCTTGAAGCTTTCGCCTTACCAACGAGCCGACTGCTGATGGCTGTTGGTCACGGCTACTACAAAAAAGTTAAGATGAATCTTCCTATTTCACATGTAGGAGCGTGCATCTTTATGTTGGGTGTTCTTCTGTCGTGCGACCCGGTGGCTTATGTGCGACCTGTGGCCTACGCCTCCTCTATTTGTTCAGGGCGGGCGGCGTGAACTCTGATTCGATCCGGGTATTAAATCCCGCCGCTGAGATGCTCAGTTGACTCCTTAACCTTGATAGGAAGATGGCTTATTCCAAAATTAGTGCATAAGGGTAAGGAACTTTGGATGAACTAATGAAAATGGGTGTAAGCCTCGCTGCTCGTAAACACCCAGTGCTGACCACACTGAGAGACACGAAAGCGCAGGTAATGCCAGTTGGCGAAGTGGCGTTAAGCATCCCTAGCGGTACGCAAAGAGAGGTCGTGATGATATCATCTACGTCCGTACCGCTACTCGTGGAGTAGATCCCGCATCCAACCAACCCTTTTTTGACCAGGGAACGGGGGAATTTCCACTACCGCAGGTAGGCCAGCCGGGCCGGGAGCACGGTGGGAACGGGCTTCCCAAAAAGCCAGCCCCGGAAAACCCGTGGCAGCATAGAATGAGGGAAACGACCTTCAAGTTGTGTTGGCCGGGTTGCGGGCGGATAAAAGCAGACGTGGGAACTCGGGGCGGGGCACAGCGTAACTAAGAGAGCCATTCCATTTAGGGTGAGAAAGAATGGGCGCGCACAAGTGGTCTGGTGTCCGATCCGAACAAAGCGCCCGGCAGCAGTGGGGCTTTTCCCCCCATCTCTCCTCAACTTCCCCCGGTCTTCGGTCCGAGCTGTATGAGGCATAAACTCGCCCCACGTACGGTTCGGGGGCCGAGCCCCACCCCAGCAATCCTGGTGCGGCTTAGGTCAACTAATACGAATAAGATACAGTTCACTCAACGATTGCCTTTGGGTTCCGAACTCCACATGGGGAGGGGACGTTGTTGTTTGCGAGGTCTCGATCATTTACATGGACCCACTTCTCATTCCATTTGTGGGAATTTGATTATTTATAAACCGTCCCCAACGAGCGAAAGGTTCATTTTTGAACATGATGAATCACTTCGTGCCGACCTTTCGCCAATAAACTTTCCTGCCTCATATGAGAATGGAAAACTGGAAAATTTTCTGCATCGGTGGATGAAGAATCACGAACATAAGAATTTCTGGTTTACCATGTTCCCAGAAAGAAGATACTTTTTTTCCATTCGAGAAACGAGGAGCACAACTGAAGTGGCTATACATACAAATCTATTTACGGATCTATATGCTCTGATTGGAACTGGAAGTTCCAGAACTGGCGGCTGGTATACTACCATAATGAAATTGCCTTTTATTTTTAGTATTCGGATAGGATTTCTGTTGGCTTCATCGGGAGGCTTGCGTAGTTTGTTACGTCAGCTCCAAAAGGATAAGTTGCATTGGAATCGAGAAAGTTCCGTTCTCTTCATAATTGCATAAAAGGAAATAAACTCATGGGAACCAAAGAACAAGATAAGGAGCAATTTTGATAGGTGCTAAGCGTTTTCACTCGTAACATTAGTAGTTACGAGTGAAAAGCCCAAAAACGTTGAAAAGTAATAGGGAGCGCTACGTCTCATTCCGAGTTCTTTGAGGATGCAGGAGGGAACCTAGGATAGAAAATCCAGAATCGTGATTAGATAGGTATTAGTAGAAAGATACAAGATGTGGGGAAGAAAGGCTTCGTTCTCCGGGCTTGGGACATCTTTAGAGAGTGGGAGAACATAACATGGGTAGGGCTAGCTCCAAAAGAGGAGGTGGTGAAATCTGTCTGCTGGGAAAGCAAGTGAAGCCCGGTATCTTATTTTGAAATAAGATGCTAAGGCGGCTGTGCCGGCTAGGTCTTTCCTATTCTATATCTCCTTTCGAACCACATCGATTTCTCCTAATTGCTGGTATTGGAGGTCGGGGCTTAAATGGCTTAGGTATGATAAAAGTAGGCGAGTGGGTCTCGGGAACTCTAAAATTCTAGGTTTGGTGAGCAAGCTACCGAGCTCCAACCATTGAGTGAAGCATTTTACCCAGTCTTACAAGTCATTCGATGTTGATGCCATATGCAACCTAGCCGATAAGTTTGACCCGGCATATTTTTCGTAGAAAGGGAAGAGGGCAAAACTATCCAATTGATGTGCCAAGCCATCCTGATTTGCGGGACTTGACAACTATTGGGGATTTATGTCAAGGACTAGCAAAAACTGGAAAATAAGAGACTCTCTTTTTAGTTGACAGACTGATCCGTCTTTTTTGAACTCAGTGAGTCACTACTAATGTTGCGAACGAAAACGGTTTCACAACTACTGAGCGTGCTTTTTCGGGAAAATTTTCAAGACCAGGAGAATGGAGGATGACTTCTTTCTTAAACAATTATCTTATTTTTGACATTGAGAAAGAGATCGCGGAAAAGGTCACATCGGATGATGTAATAGAAGATTTCGCGTTGATGAAAAACAGACGGGTGCCACTTATCGTCAATTGACGGCAGCTTCTCCTATCAGTGAGGGATTGAAATGCTCTACTCCTTGTCTACGGTAAAACCCTATCTATTTTCCAATCATATCAATATGACCCAAGCGCTACTCAGTTTCAGGTAGAGTAAGCAACACTCTCTGTTCTCAGGGTAGCGCGAGACCTATGGTTTACGGTCATAAGGAAGCGCTAAACCAATGGGTTTCGGTACGGGCGGGCAACTACTGAAGTTCTGATCATCTCGCAACATAACAACGATGATGATCGGATAGTCTAGTGGAACAGATCTTTTCCCTTTCTATAATGAGCCCGGCATGCTTCAAAAATTTACTTAATTTCCGGATGTCCCACTACTTTTTGACTACAATGATTCGATATAGATTATAAACGTAAAGACAATGTGAAAGATTTCTCATTTCATTCATTGTTTAGAAATGGGCTCTTTAAATCAAGTAAGAGATAGAGAAGAAACTCATGAAGGAATGTAACAGGACGAATATATCCAGTGAAATGCAATGCGGGACCCTTGGTATCAAACTATTATTACTTTGAATTGGTGGGAGTTTACATTTCTCTTAATTTTAGTAATATACAAGTGGATGTAATACATTTTTATGTATAATACTAAAAATAAATGGGTTCTTCACAAGAGAAGATAGTTTACCGATGAGTAGTTCAATATCATCGGCGGCTTATACCCTATCTAGGCTCTGGAAACAAGAAAGTACATATACTAGCTTAACATTTGAATGAAAACGAGAGATACGATCCAGAAAATCTCTATGGAAAGCCTTAGAGATGGTTGATGGATAATATATTCTTTGATTCCAAATATTTTGGACATAAGCACTAATTCAGAAACTGGATTAAAATAGATGCATTGGTATTGCAAATCATGCGATTGTTGTAGTGGTGGAGGTACAGAAGAGATAGGTGTGCCCGACCAGTACACCCTTGTATTCCAAGTCACGTCCTATTATACCTATATAAAAATACAGTGTAGATAGCTTGTATGTTTGATCACGAATACGATTGCGCGCAAGTTGTATACCGCGTAACAGAAGAGAACCTCTTTTCACTCTTTCTTCGAACAACGCATTAACAATCAGGATCCAAGAATAAAAAAAAAAAGATCTCGTTTTAAGATCTAAGTTTTTGTCTTGCATAGTAAGAAAAAGAAGAATTTTTACTCAACCCTAACTGAGTTGACGTTAGAGTTCTTTCGTAAAGAGGTGCTAAGTACAGCTAGCAATGATAATGCCTTGGTTATTCAAACGAAATGATAATGGGATGGGATTGATGGAGCATGGGAAACAGGAAGAGCTCGGAAACATACAACGTTCCTTTTCTTTCTTATACAAGTAAATCCTACAACAATGACATTATGTGTTTTCTTTCTGCTCACTTTCTTCTGCGTGACCAAAAACTAGAAAGATGGAAAGCTAGAATGACCACTATTCCTAGCCGGAAAAATCACTTTTGAAATGAAATAAAACTCCACTATATATGATATGATAATATGCACAAAAAAGAAAAGTTGCTTTAAGTTTATTGGCTTTCAATAGACTATCTTGATGTCGCCAAAGCAGCAATGGCAAGTGAACTATTCTTTTTCTTTTTTAAAAGAGAGTTTATGGAAAATGCAAGGAAAATAGTGAGTATCCGGGCCCCTAGAATTCTTTATCTCCCTCGGTCGGGACCTTGCTTGACTTGAGGGCGCGGCACTGACTCGAATGATCTAGCCAATCATTGAATCTAGTAGGCTTTTCTTCATAGCTCTTTGCTTTACCTCAGTTCCTAATTTAGTAAGAAATCTTGATTTGAAAGTCTATTAGCTTCTTATAGGGAAACGCTTAAGACCTGCTTGACATGGAAGGCATTAGCTACGTACGTACCCTAAGCTCTGGCCGTAGACCAAACATATATCTCGTATACATTGTTGCTTCGTATTCTTGGCCGATTGCAAGAGCATATTATCGGGCGGAACAGTATAGTCTCTAGCTGCCTAAAATCAAGTCCTCTTTGTCAAATCCAAACTCAAGCAAGAAAGAAAAGAAATAACACCAAAAGAAATAGAATGTTTCAACTAAAAAAGCAACTACGTGAGCTCAGGATAAAGTAAGAAAAGAAAGAAACTATCAAAGAGATAAAAATACTTTAATACCTTCCTTATGTGGTGGCGGGGTAAGGTTTCCCGAGTGTTAGTTAAGCAAAGAACCCTAGTTTTTATCCATTCAACCTCTATCTAATCAAGATTATAGTAAAATCCGTTCCGTAAGAAAACATTACTTATTTCTTTTTCTCATCTCAAAGCTCTTTTAGCATAGAAGACAGAAGTAGCTACCTTCCTCCCTGAAAGAGTAGTAGTTTGTCTCTATCACTCAGAGACTATGGGTGAAAACCGTTATGCTTTACATTCCTGTAATTGAACAAAGTGATTGGACCTGTCATATGAACTCCCGTTTCATGGGAGGGTGCTACCATACTAACAATATGAATGGAGTAGTGCATCTCTATTCTATGCTGATAATATTCCTTGTACGTACCCTCCTTCTATACTTCTCACTTAGTCGAAAGAGAGGGATGCCCGTCTTCAAAAGGTTAGTTAAGGCGAGTGTATGACCGCAAGGTAGGTAATAAATCACCACTTTTCAGGAGTAGGATCAATTAGGAGTTTGATGAAGCACAACAGATGTGACAAGATTTCTTATTTATGTAATAGGTCAAGAGTACAATGTCAAGTAAACGTGTAGAAGAATCCCCGGGGTCGGTAGCCACACATAGGAAAAGCATAAGAAAAAGAAGCAATTTATGCAAGAATGAAGCAAGGCCCTTCTATAGACTCCTCACTTTGTATCACGACTTTTTTTCTTGTCTAATTATTCCAATTCTAATTTGAATTAGTTTTCCTAGCTATCTATGCACTACACACTTTAAGTAGATCTAGCATTTCTTAGTTTAGAGTACATACATTATGGGGGATTTCAACTAGGTATGGCTAATTCGATACCTACATGCTAGCTTCATTCATTCTTCTTTATATTTATATACCTTAACAGCAGGCCTTTCTATACTACATGAGGGATCATCTCAATCACCACGAAGACTGGCGGAGTGCTAATTCTTACTCTAATTATGGCTATTGCTTTCCCTGCTTACGCTACATACAGTCAAATGAGTCTATGGATTCGCTTAGTGCGGCGCTTTCGATGTTGGTCCAGGCCCCGTATCAATTGGCATTGTTGTTTTATGAAAATAGCAGGTTGTGCGGAACCATTCAATTCTTTGATCAAACGGACCAGGATGACGTGGCTCAAAAATCTTGCTTTTGTCAAGCGTTGTCATTTAGTGTTGAAAGCCGAATATCGCAAGCTAACACCTTTTGAAGCATAGGCTGGAACCTTCCAGAGGACTTTAAATCGTAGCTCGAGCTGATGAAGCTTATCCTCGAATGGTTCTTTCGACGATTCTTTTCAGGGATAGCTCCTTGGGGCTAAGCACCCCCACATGGTGAAAAGGCAGGGAGGAGTGCATCGAGCTGAGCACAAAGAAAGGTTTTTCTCTTGAAATGGTTTAGAATGACAGTGATCTTCGGCATGTTGGGACCACGCAAGCTCCACCTCGACTTCATTTTCATCAGCTCAGGAAGCGTCTCAGTGCCGGAGCTTTTATGTTGAAAAGCCAGCACCTCATTGTAAAGCTCCCTTGTTAGCCGGATCATCAATTCATCGTCCGACTTCTTTTGTGAGAAGTCGATCTTCTCATACTCGCATACCTCTTGTGGGGACAAGGACGGGATACCGTGGGGATTCTCTTGTATGGTAGACAGCATGTGGGGTTTAGTGCTGAAATGCTCCCACAGGTGAGCGATTCGGCTGGCCCACGAGAAGTCGGGTTTGTGCGCAGATCGACCGAAGGGCTCATGTAGTAGAGGAGTAATGTGGCATACATGGCGAAGACGAATTGCAGCAAGGTCAGAAAAAAGCACCAGCCAATATCCAATATCCTCGGCGTGAGGCAGCGCAGTAAATGAGCGTTGGTAATAAAAGTTTGAGCAAATAAACGGTTGGTTACTCTCAACAAATGTTGTAAATCGATAGCATTTCCTATTTCTTTCAAGCCAGTGGAACCTGTCTTTCAAGTCTGAAATCTAGAAACAAAGAGATCAAATGTCATGAATACCTGCTCTATTACCGATGAACTCTCGGCAACTACTAAAAGGAACTAACTCCTAATAAAAGGAGGGAAATCCCCCCTTTCTTCAATCCTAGATGCCAAAGAACAGGATAGACCTATGAAAAAGCTCAACCCCCAAAATGCGATTCAATCCTCTGCTCTGATTATAATTCAATCCTATGCTCTGATTCTACTAATAAGGGAACACTCCAATAAGTAGTACACACTCCCAAATAAGTCTGTTAATTCATTCGTTCAATGCTCGGAGCAGCAGGTAATGTAACTTAATCGATTGCAAGCGGCAAACGAACTAAAACGCAATCCAATCCGTCTCGCTCGTCTGGGAAAGAAGAGCAGTTAGGCAAGCCCGCTTTAATACAATCTCTAGGTAAGCCTGGAAGTTAGGTACTTGACTTCTCTTTGAGCCAAACGTTTGAAACTATTTCCATTAGACATTGCACTCCGATAAGGAAGATATTAGAAAGCTAGGCTTCCGTGATTCAATTCTCTCTACCTTAGATATATAGGTCCAGTCTCAAGGACTGGATAGATGATCAAAGGTCAAAAGAAGTCAGTAGTTTTTATATTCTATTGTGTAAACTAGGACTAGAGAAAGCTAGTTGCTCCATTCTATTCTGCTACTCTTAATGCTACTGTTGGAGTAGGTGCTTACTTTGGTTGGCAAGTGATGTATGTAGTAAATCAGCTTTATAGGAAGAAAGGGAAGTGAGTACGCCTTAAAGAGGAGGAAAGGGGATTCAGCCTTAACAGAGAAAGAAACTCCTTTCTTTTACGTGGATTAGCTAGTTCTAACTTCAAGAAATGTGTGTGGTTGTAATAGTGGGTCTTTACACAAATAACGGAGTTAAGGGCCCTTCCAGGTGCTCTCTCTCTTTTTACTTGCTTATTAACCAGCTGGCATTGATGTTAAGTCTGGAAAAGACTCAACACTAGTACTCCTTACTTTCTTTCCTTGGTTAATAAGAAAGAATTATTATACATCAAAGCTTCCGACTTCCCTTACGCACCTGGCCTAGAATATTTCATTTTAACTAAACAGAACGTTGAGGCCTGCACCTGCACGGTTTCCATTTAATCGAGTGTGGGGCTTCCCTGCCGCCAAGCCTAATAGAATACCCCAAAGTTTTAGTGCCAGTTTCAGTCCCAATGCTTCTTCAAGTTTTCAGTGTCTTACTATATTGCTGCGCTAGAGCTCACGTAAGTAAGAAAAAGCGAGATGCTAATTAGCAGCGGGATCATTAACCTTTTGAACACTCTCTATTTCTATTTTCTTATAACCTTTGTTTGGTATAACTTATATGCTTTATGCATTAAAATTGCCTTACTTATAATTAAAGAAAAAATCTTTCTTGGTACAGGTTGCTTCTGGTACTTATAGCGACTTTGCCCAAGACCTATAGCAACATACGGATCTCTTAGATACCTGGGTGATCATACCAAATTGTTCTCAACCCTCTTTCTCTCATAATAGGTAACTTATTCGTTCCTCAAGGTTGCTTTAGTGCGATTTTTCTGGGTGTGGCAGCTCGCAAGAGAATGAAATAGTGAAAATAAGAGTAAAGCAATAATAAGCTTATTTCTTTGCTTCCAATCGCATAATTCTGTCAAATATGATATGAGCAGGCGCTTGAGAAGAGTATTTAGGTTATACAGCCCAGCGCGTGATATTACCCTCCTGCAGCTCGTTAGTTCCCAACAAACAGATTTAGCATTAAATAGTGCAGCGGGCACACGAAAATGCACTTCTGGATAATAATCCGAAATAAAGAATAATGGATTGGAATGAAAGTGGAATACTTCTTTTGGGTAGAGCCTGGCAGGCAACTCTTCAAGCTTTATAGAGGGCAACGTTTCATGCAACATTTGAACTAAAGATTCAATCTCCCGAATAACCCTTGAAAGCTGCTAACGCCCTCCTTTACTCCTATCGCATAGCCGCTGTATAGTAAGTAAACTCTACCTGTCGCATAGTTGCTTTCTAGTAAGCGATATTCTTGAGATCGCATATACGCTGTTAGGAAGAGTAGGATGTCGCACATCAGCTGTATATCGCATATCGGCTGTATCTTCGCACAACGGCTATTTACTACTTTCTTATTATGAATGAATACCTATAAATTAGGAACGCTTTGAAAGTCTTCCAGCTTGCCCAGCTTTAGCTTCAAATTACTTTTCCTTTTTCAATTTATTTGAAACTGCTCACGACTAATACAACTATTATTCCCTAAAGCGCGGGACAACTATTTCACCCGGCAAGATCTCGCTGAACAGGTTATTTGTTCAGGAGAGCTTAGTCAAATGGTGGAACTTTGAAAAGCGAGTTGCCTTGATATGATAGCTGAACAAAGGCTTAACCAATCCGGGGAGCATCCAAAAAGAATAAGAATGAAGGCTCTTTATATGGAGGGATAAGGGGTGGATAAGAATAGACGAGTTCAAACTTCACTAAAGAGCTGGAAAAGTTACTCTTTCCCTTTTTCCTCTCAGGCATCTAAGATCTTCCCTTTTGGTAATTCCGGCTTGTATGGAAGAGTTTCAAGCTCTATAGATGATGAATGGGCGAGTTTTGTTTAAGGAATCACAGGACTACCTCAGGTGTACCAAGGTTCAAGTTAGGCTGTATGTGTGAGTACTCTCTCTCCTATCTAGCTAGAAGGCCTTTGGTCGGGTGACGGGCTTCCTCCTTCTAAGGAGTGAAGTACAGTCCTATTGAAATAAAAAAGTAGAGTCCTATTTGAAATAAAAAAGTACAGACCACCACTTTCTCTAACAAAGAAGAAGAAAGCTTGCTGAGGTAGCTATACTCCTACTTTACTTGGCTAGCGCGAACTACTTTACAACGTGGCCCCATTTCTACCTATCTAACATAACAAACTTAGACTTTTTTCATTACTACTCCTGCGAGCCACTTACCTGCATATCTTCCCCAGACATATTTTTATCGTATATCGGAATTCGAGCATATATAGAAAGATAGACGAATAATTCCAATTCGCAGACGCAGACTCTATACGATTTCTCTAATCACGTATCAACTGAGGTAAGCAAAAACAACGGTCTGTCTGAATCATGATAGGTTCTTCCTCTTCATCACCATATAGAATGAACCGGACAAAGAGATTCAATGTTTTTCAGACAAGCGAAGCATACTTTGGGATAAGCTAAGGTCTGTGTGTGTGTAAAGCCTTGTCCGCCTACTACCCAAGAAAGACCTCGATTTACATTTATCAGCGAATCAGGCATCCCCCCAAAAATGGTTTGGGGCACTTGAATGTGGAGCATGAGAGTTCGAGCAGTATCTAGCAGGTGTCGATGTTTGTGTTCAGCAACACCATTCTGTTGAGACGTGTTTGGACACAATGTTTGATGAAAGATACCTTTACACTTTCATAGATAAGAAACTTTCCTTTGAGAGCCGGTATATTGCAGTGGAATCGGTTGCCATCAGCAATGCTAAGAAAGGTTGCAAAATTATTATGCTCGCAAACCACAACTAGCTTCCACATGAAGAAGATATGGTGCGTGAATTTTGGGTAGGAAAGCAAATTCATGATTTGATGGGACCCACACCATTCTTTTTTTATCAGATGAGGGACATGAAAACCTGCCTTAGAAGGAGTTTCCGGGCTTTCTATTAAATATGAAAAGAATGAGTTGCTGCCTCTCAATTTGTTCTTGTATTGAATGCAAATCTTTATTGTTAAGAATACCAAGTTGAAAGCACAGGCAAAAAGAAGGAATTGTGAAGCGGGCACCGGGGTGGGTATACTTATCTGAGGGTTCTAGGGGTCGGTACAAAGCATAAATGAAATGAAACGCTCCGCGCCTAGGCTTTTTTCTAGTTAAGGTCTTGCTCTCCTTTTGGTAACGTATTGAGTTCTTAAATTCAGGTAGGATCCGCACCTAAGAGTCACCGAGATTCTAATTAAGCCTAGTATCCAGTATCAGATAATGCAAATGGAAGGGCAGTCACGCAAGTAAGTAAACTTTATCTCATGCTCGTGTAAATAGGTTCGCCTAGAGAAACTAATCATCCATGTCTTGTTCATCGCCATCGGGCGGAAAAGTCTCATACTTTCTTTGGAAGGTTACCGCTTTTCCACTACTGAATGGGTCAAGGAGAAGTTAGCAAAAGAAAAGGAGGGCATAGGTATAAAGCTGTAGGGGTGGTATACTGTCTGTCAGGTGATCATTCCTAAAAATAAGTATCTTTCTGGTCCCTCCACTTCCACTGAAGAGTTGGAAAAATCAATGACAACAAAGAGGTATTTTTTTTTTAATCACTCCTCCAAGGAGATGAACTCCTGCCAATATGCGACCAAGTAAATCAATCCCAATTAGTTTAATTAACATGCTAAAATCCGAGTCCTGGAAGCGCTAAATCTTTCTTTTCAATTCGGGAATTCCCTTTCAGTTAATATGGCCGCAGCCTGGTGGGAGGATAAGAAGAAATGCCCTAAAGTTAAGTAAAAAAACTGTAGGAAATGAAAGCAGAACGAGTGCGTTTCCTTCTATTAACGAAAGAAGGTTGGTCAATCTATCATTTGTAGATGAAATGCAAGCCAACCAAGCTATTCAATTCGTTACATGGGGGGAATTAGAGCCCGCCCCAAGGGAAAGTTGGGATCTTGCCCTACTTCTTTGCTTGCTTGGATTGGATAGTTCATAGGTGAAAAAGTGAATCGACCACGAGCTCCTACTTGGAAAAAACTATGCTTAGTTTTTTTTGTTTTTAGCTTGACTCTTCCTTTACATTTCTTCTTTTGAAAAGAATACGACCTCGAACACTCTTTCTGCTCGCTTATCGCTCTGGTATGCAAGGGGAAGTAGCAAAGTAATACGTAAGCTAGTAAGATAAGATGGTACGGATTCTTTTACCATACATTTTGACCTCGATTGGTCTGCCCCTTCACTTGCCTTCTAGTTGCTAATTCACTTCTTTTTAGTGGAATAGTTTACTTACGTTAGGGTTACCGGAAGTCAGTCAACAATAGATGCATTCGTCAGTAGTTGTTTTGTAGGACTATGTACCGGTATTCCGAATAAGTCAAGTAATTGTGAGTATGTATGCCGAGTTAGCAAGAAAATATAGCTAGGGAAGGAATAGCAGAGTTGACTTCTTTCCCGGGCAGAGTGAGTGCTTTTACCCGATAGCCGGAGCTTAAGCTAATAAAGTTCTTTAGCAAATTGAAGTTTAAGTAAGTAGGTGTAACGAATCGTGAGTAAAGCCGTGCCGTATCTGTATCAAGTAGTAGTTTGATTTGAGGACTGGCAGTAAGGGAGGGAGTACGAGAACAGGAAATGTGGTCCGCCCGAAAGAATAATTGACAATGGGCGCGGAGGATAATATTGCAGCAAGGATAAGCATAAGTACTAGGTTTATATTGCCAATATTATTTATTTCCACCAATTGTTAGGTGTAAGCGAGTTCGGGTTGAGAAAAGAACCTTTGCCCTCTTTGGTTGACATAAAAATATCAAGTTTTTGTTCAACACCCTGTTATGTTGCCAAATGGCAGGACAAAGATCAAAATTGATGATCAGAGCCCCTGGGGTTGTCAAGCCCCTGCCAATCGAGCGAGCAATGGCCCGAATGACGCCTCCAGTGTATTATTGGTTTATGAGCTAAAGCGTGAAGTTTTGACCCACCCAAATTCAAGAATTATCTTTGTACCGCCCCTGTTTCAAACAATGGCTTTTAGTGTTATCGTCACTGGTCAATAATTTGTTTAAGGGAAAAAAGGTCAACCCTTCCTATCCATTTTGGGCTGGTAAGATAGAAAAAACAGTGGTAATCGTTTATGGCCCGAAAACCTTAGCCAGTCAATTGTTTATGGTACTCTTGAAAAACCCATTTTTAGTGGATCTCACCATCTCTCCTCTATAAATGAGTTCTTCGTGGTATTCTCACATTTACGCTCAAGAGTCCACTCCAAGTGGGAGATCGTCTTTAGGCACAATCCCAAAAGCTTTTACTTACTCTCTGGAGAAAAGGTCGAGAAAGAGTCAGCTAGTCAAAGATTGGTCAAAATGCCTAGGCAGGTTTTGTGCTTTCCCCTCTGTGCTCGCTCGTCTCATTTTGATGCTCTGATTCCGTCTTCATTGAACGAGTAGTCATTACTCTCTGGTGTATTCCTTTCTTTTTCTTTTTCCTTTTTTTTCTCCTTTTTATTTTACAGCTTTGCTGCTGCATTAATCGATCAAAAGCTCGATTGCTGGGTGATGAATGTGGTCCCCATAAGTGGACCCAACACGTTGCCTGTGATTTATGATCGAGGTCTTATCGGTGCTGCTCATGACTGGTACGGGATTTCCCACCATCCTTTTTAGGAATTAAAATACTGCTTATGAACAGTTCAACTGCAATTGGTGATACCCAATTTTGGAGAAAAGGATAACATAAATTATCGTTCTATTTATTGGTAACTCTTTTCATTTTTGTATAAAGCGTGCTTCCACACAGAGCATTACCTATTGTCTGCTCTTTGTAATGAAAGGTGTGAACCAAGAACATATGATCTGTTGCTGCTTTCCTCTTTCAGTCTCGACTTTTTTCTTTCCATTCCCCACGATTTCCATAACCGCTATCTTAAGATCTTTTCTAAATAGCAACATCATCTTTCTATTTCACCCTCATTGTCTCTTTCCAAGCCATAGTTCTTTCTACTATGAAATTGAAACGATTGAGTCTCAGAATAGAGCGAGCCAGATGCAAGCTAGAAGAGAATGAATCTTTCGTCCTCCACTATCGAGTCAAAGCTTTGGTACTTTCTTTTTCGTAGCGCTCCCTTCGCTTCTTACTACTCTGTAATAAAAGTCTTTGCCACACCACTCATCATGGGTATCCTCTCGAAAAACCTCTCCCATTAATGGTTGAATCGTCACTTTCACCCGAAAAAAGTATAGGGTTGAATTCGGGCATAACGACAATGTTTCCCCCCTCTCTGACACTGCTTCTTTCTCCGAACCCTCCGCTCGATCCAAGCTTCTTCGCAAACGGATTCAACTGGATGTTGGGAGGGGTTGTATTCTTCGCCAATAAGGGAGCAGGCTAACAGAATTTAAGCATGCATGTGACATGCCCCCGAGGGTTACGCAACTTCAATCAGGTAATCGCGTAAGTTGTTTTATTAAATAAAGTCTTCGTCATAAGACTCACTTTTCATATTTTTTATTATAGATAAAAAGAGGAGTGGTCCCATAGAAGACGAATTCTCTATGGAAACTTCTACTCATTCGAATGGTCTTTATGACTCCGTCGACTTGAGTGAGTTCGAAGAGATGATTTTATGGGCTTCGCGAATGTAAGTCCTTCCATATATTCTTTAAAGCACTACCCCTTTCTCTATGTATTAACCTGCTTATTATTCTACCTATTATTTGGAGTGGTTCCGCGTTCGCAAGAATAGGACATAGGAATAGGTATTTTCGTAATAAATGGAAGGATAGCTAGCTATACTGAATGTGCTCGATTCAATAGGGATTTCTTCTTTTTCAAGCTTGATACACTTGGAAAGTAAACTACGTTCTCTAAAAAAGGTACACTCTTTCCTATGAGAGGACTCCTATCTTTCATTCTTTCTGCTGAACTCTAACTCGACTTTCTTGTCTTTGAAGAATGAAATTGGAAGTTGTCACTCTGGACCTTCTGTGGGACTATGTTGACTGACAAAGCCTATGCTCTGAAGTGTGCTCAGTAATTGACTGGAAATAAGGAATTTTTTTTTTTAAAGAGGAAATAAATGGTAAAGTAAGTAAAGAAGGGATGGATTCTGCTCCCTTGCCTAGGCGATCATTCCCTGGTCTTGAAAATCCTCTTTTCTTTTTCTTCGCGGACAACTCCGACATCCTTTACTTCTACTGATGAAAGAAATAATCACTAATGACAGCCGAAATACCCAATAACTATCGAGTACCAGACAAAAGCGAAATATATAGCCCTTTCTTCGTGTCATTTCTGCCTTTCATTTCATTTGCTATTCATTCTTCGAAACGTTGATCGTATAGAAAGTGGTGGCCGCCCCCCTACTTAGCCTTCGATATTCACTCTGAGCCCTGTTAGCAAAATCAAGGGACTCAGGTAAGTCACAACAACAAAACTCAAAAGCACCTACCTGTCTTTTTGAGATGTGCACTGAGGAGAAAGGGTGATAGTCCATACCAGTGACATAATATATTTTGCCCCCCAGCAGGTAGAACCCTAGGAGAACAACATGAGTCTGATCACTAAACCTTGATAGGGACGGTCGGTGTCCTTGCTTTTCCTGATGCAAGATGCGCTAGGCGGGAAGGACTGTTGCAGTGAGATCACCTTTTCCTATGGATCTAAGATCATATGTTTCCATCTCAAGAAAGAGGGTATTAAAAAAGTGAAAGAGGCCGGTCTATAGGGTGAGAAGAGGAAGGCCCTTTCCTTGCTTGCTCTTTTAGGAGAACGTTTGCAGTAAACTCTTTTACTTCTACCTCACGGGAAGCAGGTGCATTTCTTTCGTCAAAAAAGATTTGATTCCATTGGCTAAGCGCGGGCGGAAGTAGACTGTTTCAACTAAGTAGGCCAGGCCCAAGTAGACAAACAGTATAAAAGACAACGCACTATTCCGTATAGTAGCCAAACAGGGCGGACTCTTTATTAAGTAGTGGAGTAACTATAGGTAGGTAGGCGTATTAGGTAGGTAAGTAAGTGTAAAAACGGCTTTCTAGCTAGGTAGGGCGTAAGACAAACAGCCGCTCGTTCGGGTGGAAGAATTGCAGTTGTGAGCGTGTTTTATCTTTCTATTTCGCCTTCATCTAGGTTACGGATCGAATCCCAATTTTATTTTTCTCCATACTTCACAGCGAGCGGTTAGTTCAGCACCTGCTGCTTCACTCATTAACTGAACGAGCAAGATCACGTCCTTCTACACACGCTTCTAAAGCAAGCCTCTTCTTAGCTACTCAGGTGCAGGGTGTCCTACATCCTCTCCAAAGATTTCGTGAAAAGCAGGTGGCATATACGAAAAAGACCCCTGCCACCCACATAACAAGACCCGGCCCTTCTTTAGTTAGATGCCGCGCGCATCACGCACGTAATAAAGAAAACCTAAAGACAGAAAGTCATCTCACTCACCTCCGCCACTTATTCATAGTGAATATGATCCCAGACATACGTAATGCTGATGCAACCGGGCCATGCTTTTTCTGTCTATCAATAACTGACTGCATTGCGCAGGGGAGGAAAATCAGTAGACGAAACAGCGTATCAGTAGCGTATTAGGGCAAAACTGTAGCACTATTAAGTAAGTTGAAACACTTACGCGAGGCGGTAGGCGTATAAAAAGTATAATATATTGTTTGCCCTTATCATTTGTAAAGGGGGCACTGAGTAGGTCTCGTATTAGGGTGGGATAAAACTTGTTTGTTAGGTAAGTTGGTTGCCTACTTTCTTTCTTTTACTTTTGGTTGTATTCCATTTTCTTTAATGTTAAAATGAGAAGTATAGTTTTTTTGGTAGGATAATCATAAGATCTGCCCGGCGGCCGGCTCTTGCGTGCATTCCTCTGTAAAAAAGAATAAGTGGGTAGTGTTACCAGACAGGAAGTGTTTTCCTTTTATCATTGTAAAAAAACAAGGCAATCAACACTTTCATTTAAACACGAGGCAATGCAATCAACACATGTTTGATTTCCTCACTCATACATATATGGGAACTCATTACACTTTGACACAGACTTGGTCTTTCCCTCTTGGATTACATTATAATTTACTTCTTTGTATGCATGTATGCAATTTACAGAAGCGGGTTCATTAAAAGCCAGAGGGCCTTACCTTGAGGTACTTACTAGAAAATCCAACTCTGAAGTGAGTGATTTGCTTCCCGGCGAATATTTGCCTAAAACAAGGCCGAAAGTTGGTCCTCTCCTTTTATAGAATGCAAGCAAGCGCCGACCGGTAAGATAACATGGGAATCACCGTAGACAAAAGACATCCATCCGTAGAGACACTAACTACTCTTTGCTCTGTAAAGGCGGCTGCTTTGAACGGTTGCTTTCTACCGGTCGGTCTAATTCATCCCTTTTGCGTAAGGTGCGGGAAAAATATATCAAAGCTTTCGAGGTTTTGTGCTCGACATCTTCTTCCTCTTTTGATATACTTTAATAGGTGGCGCGCGCTTTCATTGACGGAGGAATGTAGTGAGTGCCGCCATCATCCAAAACTAATTGCTTCCAAAGCTCTCTCGTCCTAGTGAATTGCGTCAAGTAATATGTTTTTCTTCATTGCTTCAAAGAAAAAAAAACACTCGTGGTTCTAGTGAGTCATAAACAGAGTGTTCTATATTTTATTTACAACAGCCCTCTTTCCTTTTTCTTTCTTCTTTGATTGGACCTCGCCTCTTGCTTTAAGATTGGAATTCAGTGCCATCTCTTTGACAGCCATTTCTTTGTCACGCTTCGACGTCTTCCCAAAGATCTTACTATGCGAGCCAGTTGAGAGGGGCATAGAGGAGCTTCTTAAACAAGAATCCAGTTACTAGGTTGAGTGACCTAAGAGAGTCTAGTAAAGCCAAGCTCGTCCGTAGCAGTAGTAGTAGGAGTGGTAAGCAGAGGCCTTTCAGTCTGCACCGAAAGCTTTTAATGTCTTGTAAGCAAGAGGAAGGGGGCGAAGCTTACTTTACGAGAGTAAGGAAGGCCATTTCATAGGGCCCGTCTATCACTCCTATCACATGCCAGATTCCCTAAGGTGAAGAAAGAGTCTAACATCTCTGCAGCCGGCCGCTCAAGGTCTAATTGTCCCGCTCGCTTGGCCGGGTATGATTGTGCCCATCGAGACCCCAGCTTTCTATATATATGATCTTTAACCGGCTATATGAAAATAAGAAAACTTAATATTAAAACTGAACGAATTCATGTCATATTTTCGTATATAGATAAATGAACACCTCAGGATACTTTCTCATTATTTTTTTTATAGGCATTTCCTCGCTGCGCGCCTGTGCCATTTCAGAGGACTCTCTGGCTTGACAATCCCCCGAATCCTTCTCGGGAATGTGCTTGAATGTCGTATCAGACCTGGTAAGGGATAGTATCTTATTAGAAGATATTGTAATGTTATCTAAAGCGTATTACCAAGCAAGTAGAAAGGAAGATTCACCTTCCTTTTAAAAGACTAGTAAGTCAATGCAAATAAAAGTACGCGGTCAAGAATCAAGGAATTTGGAAGAGAAGAAGGCCTACCTTTCAAGAAAAAGAAGGACCAACAGGAAAGTGAGACAATAGCTTCATGAAAAGGATGGGACGGATAGAGTGCCCTTTTCGCTCGTAACGTGCCGTAGTTACTCGCTGGGTGAAAATCTGTCTATTTATGAGTTTATGTCAATCTTATCTTTTCTATTCTTGTTATGCGATTTGGTATCTAATAAAGCCAAATCTAGTCCTCTTGGTTCTGTTGGGCGGCCATCATTGTTTTCCGCACTTAAAGACTTGTCTTCACCACAGTGTTTGCATAATGAAAAAGAAGTTTTCTTTGGATAAGCTTTGGCTATTGTATTTAGCTTTGGGTCGGAATTAACAAAAAAATATCTTTGTCGTGGGACGGAATCTTGGTGCTCAGAACTTCTTCCCGCCAAAATATTGCATTCTTTAGGGCGGGCAAGATCTCTCTTCTTCCTACTTATTTAGGAGCGGGGACAATATGCTCTTAAGGAGCGAAGAAGGTAGGGAAAAGAGTACTCTAGGCGTCTTCCTCCCAATTTAAGTATATGCAAGGATGCGGTAACCTGCTTTTACTCGAAGGAGGAGTACTTTTTCCCATTGACTGAAGAGTAAACCTTCCACACAAGCCAATCTTCAACAGAGAGAGATGGTGAGAGAGGGAGCTAGTAGGGCTTTGGTGCTTTTCGTTCGTAACGTTAGTAGTTACTCACTGGCCGCTAAGGTTGAGCTTTTAATACTTTGCATAATACTAATTGGAAATTGGGGCATAGCAAAGTGGCGTTTACGTGTTCCCAACAGACTACTTGAAAAATCACCGGCGGATCGTCTCGAATTTCTCATTGTCAGTCAACGGGCCGAAAAGAGCGAATTTGAATGCATTTGTAAGGTCACTAGAACCATTAACATGATAGGGCGCTGGACGGACTTGTTGCTGAAGAGAAAAGGGTTTCACCCTATATATAGCTTATAGCTTATTACTCCACCTAAAGAGAGATTTCCATAAAAACACAATGCTCAATTTGGATGGGCGTGTTAAGTAAAAACTATTAAGGGACACGTAGATTTCATTTCGCATAACCATACCATTTTTGCTTCATTTTTCTTTAACACATCGTTGATTTGTATGATATGATTCGCTGGTTCACCCTCGCGCCTTATCTCTTACCTAAAGAAACTCGCTCTTGACAGTCAGTCCTTATTGATGGGCTCGTGAGCCACGTATGTAAGTAATTTATAGGAGATGAAGTAACACCTATGTCATTTCTAGGAGATGAAGTAAGGATAGCTTATTGCGGACGCATTGACTAAGCTCTATACTTTCCTCTAGCAGCCTCGCCAGCAGCACGTCACTATGTTTTCTTAGTTGAATGCTTGACACCATTACTCTATAAGTTATAAGGTCCTAACTAAGGGAAAAGACGGATTTCTGACAGGTATAAGAATTCTCTGTCTAGGGCTGCCCTTTTATTACTCTTTCCCAGAGAGAGATGGAGCACTTACCCATTGAAAGCAGTCTGTCCATCTTTCGGAAGAGGGAATAGGATAGGCAAAGCAAGCCGAGTATTAAAGGCAGATGCATGTTCGATAGGCTACCTCTAATTACTTCAAATATTATGTGTGGGAAAGGAAGAGAGAGATGATAGAGGAGTAGATAGAACTTATAATTATATATTTCATTAATAAATAGGAATGAGAAGAGCTAAGACAATAAGACTCAACTGTAGAGTCTTGAATATGGATGGGTGAAAGAGAGAAATCCTTTCCAATTTCTTCTCTTTTTTACTTAGAAATATATATGTGCTTTGCTTTATAGCAAGAAGAGTAGTGTGTAGCCCTGGGATTTCTAAGCTAGCTCTGGCCACTACTTCTTTTCATCCTTACCTGGCCGTAAAACTACACTGAAATCAATGTCTGGTAAAGCAACTGAACTTCAAAACGACCATCCAGGCGAAGAGCAAAAGAAGATAAAGGGGTACAAACTAGGAAAGGTAGGTCCACGGAATGAGAGAAAGGGCACTCAAGAGAATACACGTGGTACTTGAAGACATGAATCCGGAAAAAGGTTAATGAGATAGTAAATAGATTAGCCGGAAGAGAAAGCAGACTTTCAGACTAAGTAGCTTTGACTCACTTTCTTTTTTAGTGCTTACTTACTCTTTTTAATACCACCTTTCCTGCCCACTTCTTTATTCTCTGGCTACTTAACAAGTTGTCCTTTCAGTATTCAGTAAGCTTTTCCATCCTCTTCATACTTATATTGATATTGATTGCTTGCTGGCCCGTAGCTTGCTATATTGGTGGCGGTAAATCTTCTATTAGATATGACACATGCCATTCGACAGGTAAGACGGAAAGCTGGTAAGCCATTGGCTGGACAAGCTGCCCATTTCTTTCATAACCTTCTTTACAAAGATCTTAAGTGCTTTACATCACATTGCATTTGGTCAAAAGAAAGAGCACTGCACTGACTAGCCTGAGTACGGAACTTATCCTAGAAGAGACTAAACTGACTACCGAAGAAATTTTCTCAGTGTTTAGAAGACAAGTGGCCAGCCATGTGTTGACGAAACTTTCTTGCTCCTTTCTTTCTTGGGCGCATAGTAGGAAAATCAGTCACTTCCTCTCCACTACTACTGTTTCATCTACAGGTTTCGTAATCCTTTATCTATGCCGCATAAGTTTTTCTTTGAAAATGTTTCACCAGCTTTCCTTTATTAGAACTTTGACCAGAAAGATGAAAGAAGTGGGTGCAAACCTCAAAGATTGATTGGAGTGAGGTCCCAGACTAGACTTATTTCAGGTGGGCATTCCCCCTCTTACCAGACGGATTGAAGTGGGTGACCGGATTTCCCATAGTGAATATAAAGAGATTGAACCACACTATCATTAATACTGGCTGCCCGGCAGCGGAGAATATTACCTGTAGTTTTTGGGTGCATTTCCTAGTCTGATAGACTTTGGGGCACTAAAATAAAAAACACCTGTTAAAATATTTATTTACCTCTGTTCATAGGTCATCCGGTGTTCATAGGTCATTTTCATACCTTTTGTTAATTTATTTATTTTCCGCAGCGCGCCTTTGTTTCACATTTGCTCAGAGGGAGCCTCTTACCTGACTTAGTGGAGTAAGTGGGGATTGACGACTTGACCATTTACTCAAATTGGATATGAATTACTCTTTGCATTTGTTCTTTGAGTTCTTTTAAACACTTATTGGGCTCAGTTTTGAATTTACCCGAATATAATATCACAGATTTACTTTGGCACTATCCTTAATACCCGACCTTGGCAGGCTCAACTTCTTGTTGACCCGTATGTCCTCTTTCGGTTGCTTTCTAGCTTTAACGAATGAAGTGAGTCGCCTTCCTCTTCTGTTTCCCACAAGTAGCGTTGTCGCGTGAATCCTCTTCTGCCTTCCCTGGCTTGCTTCCAGACTCTATTTCTCTTGGTGAATGCTAACACTCTCCCGCTTAGGTTTATACTACATTCCCTTCTTTCTATCTTTCTTGGAATAAGCGAATTGAGGACCCAACGACTGCCCTGCCGAGTTCCAGAATTCTAGGATTTAAATAAACAGACCTACTTGCTTTGATTTTAAAGCGCCATACTATTATCATTCCTTTTTTTATCCCACTTATCCTCATGTGACTACCCTTCCAACATTTCTTTTTTTTTTTAGACGGTTTTCATATACCAATCCAACCTCCTATTCACTCTGTCTTCGTCTTATCTGAAAAGCTAGCCGAGTCGTTCCCCAGAGCGAAAAAGATCAACGAGCTGTAGATATTAGACAATAAATTGGCTTTGCAGCAGGCATACTCTTCTTATCAGTGCCCACCCAGCCCCTGAAGTTTCTGTTTTCGGAAAACATTGGATTCGGGCAATGGCAAGGGCAAGTCAAATTGAATATGCTGAACAATTTCAATTCGAAATGCAATGGGGTTGACGCTTCTTCTAAGTCATGACAAAAGTAACTTCTTGCACTAAGGCGCAAGGTTTAGAATCCACATGGGGAAGGGAATGAGCGAGTGAATAACGAGGAGCGAAGCCTGTACAAAAAGAGACTCTATTGTAGAAAATATGTAAGCAGAAAAACTCGAGTAGAACTATTTGCTTAAAAGAGCCTTTGAGCGAAAGAACTGGCAAAGCCGAAGGAAACCAAGGCTTCAGTCATGGATAGGCATATCATATGGAAGCGAGAGGTGAAGCGCATCAGTACAATTGTCAATGAAGGACAGAAAAGGGAATCACGGGCTTTTCGTTCGTAACTACTAATATTACGCTTTTTAGAGATACACGTGCCGTAGTGTATCTCTCCAAAAGAAGTATCACTCGGCATATATACGAAAATATCACTGGGAAAATAGGCGCCCCGCTAAAGCACTTTGTCCAGGCTAAGTGGGTGCTTACTTTGGTTCCCCTTTCTCCCCAGCCTCTGTTTCACAGAAACGGCTCGTCTCTGGCAACATGCTGCACGCCAGGTACAACTGCCACATATAAATGAAATTCCAATTAAACCATGTCAATATATCTAGGTTGCTTTGCCAATCCTTCTGATGGGATGACTTTGAAGACCGCGCAACCCTCCTCCGGGAGAAAATTATCAATGAACGATTGAATTGCAGCCAGAGTACTCGTACATCAAATGGATCAAACCAAACTCCAACACAATCCATCCGAAGTAAGGTGGTACAATGTACTCCAAAGCAATTAGTAAAAAGCAAGGAGATGGATCTTCGGCCTCTTCTCTTCTCCCTTCCTCATCACTATCGGCCAGACAAGTTCGACCACCGCACCAGTATCTGAGCCACCGGAGGAAGTCGGGGACTCCCTTTCCTCCTAAGAAGTAATGCCATGTTCACAGCGTAGGATATTTAATGTTTGACAAGGAAGTGGCGCCCGGCTTAGATTTCACGTGTTGGTTGCCAATAAGTTGTTTTTGAATGATTCGCGTTAGCCATTGTAGGGGGAGAACGAGATGTACTTTCTATCTAAATGAAGTAGCCAACCAAAAGATAGTGTTAGGTCTGGGCTATAAAATCTTCCTCTTCGTACTGGAAAGAAAAGAACAAGCAGATAACGAGTTCCGATAGAAACTAGAGGATTGGCCGATTCCAGCAAGTCGCAGTGGAAGCAAGCAAAGCAAGTAAAGCAAGTCAAAGAAGCCAGTACAAAGCCTACTACTTTTATCCAAGTACTGCTACTTACGAAGAAGGGCAGAAAGACTACGCCTACCCATCCCTGCGGACAGGCTCACTCAGCGTGGTAGTTGGGTGAGCGGGCTATCGCTCTCGTTTTGTTGCGAGCTCCTTTCTCGAGGCAAGAAAGTATACTGTGGAGGAGAAAACCCCCATTAATGAATAATCCCCGGTCCATGGGCTCAATTTAGCTTTCTTTCAAGGGCGTACGCGTTGCTTTTTGCAAAGTAAAATCTCTATCTCCACCTCATCAGTGTGTGTGATCGCGCGTTGGCGACAAGTCAATCTAGTCCTTCGATTCAATCCTTTCACCCTCGATTACAAAGGAACTAAATTAAAAAGCTAGGCCAGTCACACACTCTTTCCCGGCTAGACAAGTCAGGCTGTGAGGCTCGGCGGGGCGTAGAGTATAGGTTATTTACGAAGCTGTCCGATATGTAAATTCATAAGCAAGGAGAGTTTCACACTAAAATTCGTGTTGGGAGTTGGAAATACAAGTCAAAGAGCGCGCATAGAAACAGTCAGTAGGCATTTTGCCAATCAGTATGGGCCTTAGCCGCCCAGGGTTTATCCAACGAAGGAAGGGGCTTCGAGTAAGTCACAGCCCCTATATTCGGTGAACTAAGGACAAGCAGCCAGTGTTCAAATCCTTACTCGTCGCAGAGTTTATAGGAAAAGGGCTACTTCATTCATATGAAATGTAAATTGGCTCAGCTTCACTAGTCAAATAAAGAAATAATAATACTGCCTCTGCCAATGGTAAAGTTGGCAAGTCCGTTCGAATAGCTATAGCTGTAGTGGCACTCCGTTCCTGGAAGCACTAGTCCTGTTTGTTCCCGAGCTAGAAGAAGGAACAAGGGTTGGTTTGATTCACTACCGATTCGTGACGCTGGAATCCAATCCAGACTACTTATTTAATTCATCAGTAGATCCAGGCCTGGCCCGTAGCTAAAGAGCTTCTTTCTTGCTTCTCTCCTTTGTGAGTGACTCTGCTTTACAGAAATTAGACGAGCACATCTATCTTGGAAACTGTCCCCGGCACCCTTGCTAATGAACAAAGTCCTTCTCGCTATGGAAACTAACCTACCTTATTTTCCCTCCATCCGAAGGAATCTTGATTTCAAAAGTTCCAATTCCCGGGTTGGCTTTAAAGATGCCGTGCCGCTGCCGGTTTGGATGATGCGAACCATTAAGGTGCCGGTGAGAATGGAAGTGTTGATCCTTAGGCAAAATCCATATGAGATCCGTCTTTTCAGGTTTCAGGGCCAGGGTGAGGTCGTGATATCACATATCGGGGAGCTCAGTCCCAGTTCATGAATTGCTTTCGCTAGCTAGCTTCCTTTGCCGGGAGTAGCCATCCTAGTATTCGGGAGTTTCTATCCGATCTGCGTAGAGATCTGCTCGTAGTTCCGGACTAGCCTAAGCGCCCTCTTTCGAGTAAGCATCCTAGTCTCATTGCTGGTTCCGAAAATTCTAATACATTCCAAAGCAAGTCCATCTTCATCTTCATCTTCTGCTTCCTGCTCTAGCACCTTTCAAGCCCGGGGTTGCATCTTCGCCGTTTAAAAGAATGGATTAGAGTGATCAAAGTATGGTTAGGGTGAGCCCGGATATTGATCAGATCTCGGTAGTTAAATGATAGGAACAAGAAGAATTCCATTTCATCTCTTGTGTGAGAGAACGGCTTGCCCAACAAATGCTTTCTAGAAAGTGGTGGAAATAGTCCATGTAGAAAATGCTGGGACTCCGACCTAAAACATATATGCTGGGTGTATCTTACCGCCGACCAAAAACTTATGCCAGACCAGTGCCAGTGCCGGAAATAGAGGAATCAATAAATTGGAATGGCAGAAATGCCAGGGCAGTGTCAGAAGTGGGCCTGTCTAAGGGCATGTATCTACTTATCCCTGTCTTAAGCTTAAGGTTAAAGGAAAGGTTATTCTAAAGGAAAGGATGTCAGGGAATTAGTTGTCTTTATCTTTATATCACTATGGGATCTAGTCCGTAACCCCATCACGAACGGATCTTTGTTAGGAATATCCTCTTATCTTTTTATTCTCCTTCTTCTGAAAGACTGGCCTAAGCATTGGCTAGCAAGAAGACAAGTCCGTTGGAACGAGATCATGGGCCTTCCCCAGGCTCGAGTGAAGCTAAGAATAGGACGGATCCGTCCGTTCCAATCTCCTGTTGCTAGAGAAGAAGCCGTTCTGTTCTCGTCCGTAGCAAGGAAAGTAAGAAGCTGTCCGTCTGTTGGAACGAGATCAAGGAAAAGTACTCCTGTTGTTCAAGCTCAAGAAGTATCCGATTCCTTTCCTGAGTTGTTACGGAAATCAGTTCAGGGTTCATAGCATTCTGTTTCCCGGTTCTTATAGGACAGGAGAGGACAGGACAGGCCAATCGAAATCAGGCACAGGACAGGATGAGTGATGCGGGTCTAGTTCTTTGATTATCCGGATCTAGATTTGTGAGCTTGGTCAGGTCTACGGTTTAAATGAGCTTGGTACTAGTCATTCTTGTTACTTGGCATGGCATGGCATGCAATGCCATCTCTTGCAAGCACTAGCTTCTACCTACGAGAAAACTCGGAAACAAACTATCTGTTCCTCTGACGAACAACCTCCCTGTTTCCTACTACTCCTTCCTGCTTTCCTGCGAGAACTGCTCTCTAAATCGGATACTCCTCTCGCTCCATCCTGGGTACCAACCTTGAGCTCTAAGTCTGGTATGCTTGTTAGGAAAGAGAATACTACTCGGTACGGAGCAGTGCAGAGCAAGGGCAAGTCCTGAGTTGCAGCAGCCCAATTGATTATCGCCCTGATAAAGGACAATTTGCCAAGGGGCCTAGTTTAGCCCAGAAAAGCATCGATCCTTCGTTCTCAACAGAATATGAATAGAAGTCCGGGCGACCCAGAAATTCTCGACGATTAAGATCTGTTGTAGGTACTTACTATAACTACCAAATGAAATTCGGTTGTATAGCCAAATACTATAAGCAGCACTTAGTACAATTCCAGTTGAACCAAGGGTTTTGTTGGAATTTACCATTCTCCGATCCAGTTCCCTGTTAGAGGTACTGCGGCATTACTAATAGTGAAGACAAAGAATAGCAGTGAAAATAGTACGATAATATCGAATAGTGTGCAATCGATCATATAGCGAGTGCCGGACTAACTAGACCATGTGCAATACCGAGTACAATGGCACCTTCAATACCTTGAACAGTATTACTAAATACACCTAGAACAACGACACCGCTACACTAGAATAAGCTACAAGTTTCTGAAAATCTGTTTATCGAAGAGTAACTAGACTAGCATAAATGATAGAAATTACAGCGAATGTTTGAACTAGTGGTGAAAAATAGAAGCATCTGGAAGGTACTGTAGCATAATCCGTAGATAACCGTAGAGAGCTAGTTTTTTAATTACGAGCATAAGTCAGCCATGTATTAAAAGGGGTACTAGAATAGTAATACTCTAGTTATTTCTAACTACGAGCTTTTACTTTTAGCGTTAACAACTGCATTAAGATAGTTACGACTTCTAACGGGTATTCTTTACGTAGTGTTTCACTGGCTTTACGTACAGAGGCAAAATAAAAGTAGAAGTAAATGATTCATTTGAAGAATCTATACTGTTAACCATAATTGTTACACTAATTCCAGTATTGTTAGCATACTACTTTGAAACTTAGTGCTATATAGCTCCTGAAATTCTGCTTTAGTTATACTAGGAACATCACTACTATTAAGAGGAGTAGAAGAAAGTTTAAGTTGGTTTTTATAAGCTTTACCCGTATCTACATATCGTGCTGGGATACCGTGGATTTTCATTCAACAGGAAAACATTCAACAAATTCGCTACGTGATACAAAAGAAGAAAGAATAGTTTCGTCTTTATAAGCAAAAAGTGGCATACCTTGAATACTACGAATAGTAGCAAGCTCTTCTGGCGTCATTTTACTACCCTTAATTACATTTGGACTAGGATTAACTGCATGCAGATTTAGCGCAGGTGCAAGTTTTATAATACAATATTGTTATAGACAAAGTAGCGCTTGCTGCGTTGTATTATCTGGAACAAAGTAAACCTCTAGTTTTTCCAACTAAGAAAGAATAACCTTATATGCTGCTAAAACTATTTCTTAACTTTAGTAAATAGCCATAATAAGATAAGGGGAGCGTACTTTTAACCTTGTTGGTTAAAAGGAACATAAATACCCTTTCTACTACCTACAGTTTTATCACACCCAATTATAGAACTACGGTTTTTAAAAGGAAGTGAAAATACATCATCGTAGTTAGAATATAAAAATCTTCTATAGACATAAGACCATGATCGCAATAAAGTAGTACAGTACGAAATCTTCACTCCTGAAGCTTGCTTGAATCCGTGGATTTTTCTGTATAGTGCCCTTTATCTATTTCTCGTGCATAATGAAAGAATTTCTTCGTAATATCATCTGCATAACCCCGAATACTTAGAATAAAATAACTAGCCGATGTTCCATATTGACAAGGGAATAAATTAGTGAAGATACTGAAACATGCAGAGTATCTAGTACAACATTTGGAAAAATACCAAGTAGAATTGTTAGAATTAGTAGAGGTAGTAGTAGCATAAACTCTCGGCGTGTTAGGTCTGTTGTATAACCTAGATATTTACTATAACTACCGTAAAGTAATTCGGTTGTATAGCCAAATACAATACTATAAGCAGCACTTAGTACAATTCCAGTACTTCCTAGAACAGCTGTCACAGGATTCTGTTGGAATGTTCCGGTAAGTGCAAGGAACTCTCCAATCCAGTTACCACTTAGAGGTACTGCAGCATTGAAGATAGTAAATAGAAAGAATACGATAGCTAATACAGGCATAAAACTTACCATACCTCGGTAATATCGGATAGTTCGTGTATGGAATCGATCATATAGCACACCACCAACTAGAATAAATAGGGCAGGACTAACAAAAGCATGGGCAATAGATAGAATAATGGCACCCTCAATACCTTGGATAGTGTTACTGAACAGTCCTAGAACAACTACTCCCATGTGTGCGATACTAGAATATGCAATTAGAGCTTTGAAGTCCGTTTGTCGTAGTGTAACTAGAGATGAATAAATAATTGTAATTACAGCAAAAGTTTGAACTAGAGGAGAGAAATAGTAACTAGCATCAGGTATAAATTGTAGCATAATTCGTAGATAACCATAAGTTGCTAGTTTAAGAATGAGTCCTGCTAGAATTACACTACCAGCCAGAGGAACTTCAGCATGGGCACGGTAAAGCCAAATATGTCGGGGAACAAGAGGGGTTTTAATAGCCATACTAATAAATACTGCAAGCCCTAGTAGTTTTTGGGACTCTAGATTAATCTCAGATAGTGAAATTACATGAAAATCTGTTGAACCTACATTATAGTAAATAACTAGAAAAGCTAGAAGCATAAATAGAGATCCAAATAGTGTATAGAGGAACAGTAGGAATGCCGCACGTACTCGTGTAGGGCTACCACCCCAAATACCAACAATCAGGAATAGAGGAATTAGCACACTTTCAAAGAAAACATAAAATAGTAGAATATCTAGTACAACAAATACAGCGATAAGCAGTGTTTCTAGTACTAGGAAACACATTAGAAATTATTTTAGAGATTCTTTACTATTATCCCAATTGCTTAGAATACAAATTGGTGTAATAAATGTTGTTAGCAGTACGAAATATAGAGAAATACCATCTACACCGATGTGTAGATGACAAAAGTTTACTTGATTAAATTCCTGTGTAAATTTTTATTCACTAGTACTTGAGTCGAATTCACCCCACAGAATACTACTTAGAATAAAGTTGATTAGAGATGTCCCTAGTGCTACCCGTTTCATTTGAGACTCTGACTGAGCAGCATTTCCTTGCATAGGAGCCAGCATTAGTGCACCAACAATTGGAATAACTAGTAGAAGTGTTAGCATTAGAATTTTCTTTAGGAAAAATGTCCTTAGTATTTTTCTTATTCTAGCGTCCTAAACATAATAGTTGATTTTTGGACATATATAAAAGTTCTTCCATTTTTTTAACTGTAATTGGAAAGAATCCATTTTACACTTTTTGAATAAGTATTCTTATACAATACTAAAAGAAAGTGATGAATAACAGAATGTACAACTATTTAAGTAAAAATCTCTTTTTTTTATATGAGTAATATAAATATTAACCAATTTTTCCTAATTTATTGAGTAATAACATAACTGGTAATTGCTTTGTATTTTGAATAGAAAAGTACACGCCTCTATTTTCTTGATGCGTCTTTTAATTAATATAGATCCTTATTCTAGGGTCTGAGAAGTTTCTTTTTATTTAAGATGTTATTACATTTATTGTATTCTAGCTTTTCTAGTTGGAAATCTTTATGTTACAGATTTTCTCGTTATTGGCAAAATGTCCTCTTTCCAAATATATCTTTTATCTAAATATATACTTTTCCAGGGCACCCCACTCGAATTTTGCTAGACGGGGAATTACTCTTCGGGATGTCCATGATTATATTGTTAGTCTTGTTAAAGACACCGAACTCGGTACTTACCTTAAAAGAAAAGCTAAATTCAACATTCGTAATCTACTCCGAAGTGTTTTACTGGGTGAATACCGCTTTAAAGAGTTTGGTCTTATCAAAATAGAAAAAACGAAGTCTCTGTCACATCCCCTTTGGGATCAGTCTGTGGAATTATATTGGGATAGATATTTCATACAAAATTGTGAGCAAGACGTTATAGTGGCAACTGCCTTGGCGAGTTTAATCTCAAAACAGTTTGAAGCGCGCGGTTTGAACAAGAATTACTATTCTGTTTTAGATAAAAATATTTTGGAAGAAAAGATCAAACGGTGGGGGTGTGTCGGCTCTGTTTACCTGCTCGATACCCACAGCATGCTGTTCTCGCTCAAAAAAGACTGGGTAAAAACTAACCTCCGTAGCCAAATCGTTGCGGATACTGGAGTTTTTTCACTCCTAGAATCCTTTATTGATCGTAACCCGTTGAATACTTTTCTGCAGCACTCAATGTTTCGTAGAAAAGACTATGGTATTAGCTTCATCCCATGTCTCTCAGAGGTGATTTTGACCCTAGGCGAGCGTGTGGATTGGCAAATAACGACATTCTTAGACGAAAAGAAATTGAATTACCATTATGCTCGATATGGGTTCACTTCCCTCATTGCACTCAAAAGCGAAGAAATGGATGAGGAGACAAAGTTTGAACTTTTCTACAGCCTACACTATATTATGTCATCCTATACTAAGGTGGTCCGAGTGGGTCCTGGAGATCCAGCTTACCGATTCCGCGAGGGCACCCTGTCTTTCAAAAAGGACAATTCCTTACATCTTGAGGATAATTTGTAGGGGTTCATAGCCGTGAAAAGCCTTTGAGCCTCTTTTGAAAGCTTCTTCCATCAAGTTACTGAAAGTCCCCGGGCTAGACTCGTTTTTATTCTGTCCCATACTCCAGAACGCGAAATCAAAAGATAGTTAGCCTTTCCAGCCAAGCCTGTAGTAGAAAACTCAGTCTATATTTTAAGCCTGCAGTATATCTTTCCTTTCAGTTCCTCTTCCCCGTCGACCTAATAACAATATCAGCATTTTGATAAGTCCCCTTCAGTGAATACTTACTTATAAATTAGGGAATCACTTTAGCGCACACTGGGGACTACTTGTAATAAAAGTGCTGCCTACTCTAGTGGAGTAAGTAATTCCATGCTCGCGTAAAAGCGTTCGGCACTAGATGGGAGTATGGACTAATCTTTAGAAGCCTTTTTCCCTCATGAGATTTGCTGTGAGATTTCTAGGGGAGTAATGGTAGCCACCTTCCTTCTTCCCCATGTGGATTCTAAACCGTCGCCGTACCCCATCTGGATCTTCAGCCTAATTTTGGGCCGAGCTCCAGGCCTGAGTGTACTTCTTTCATTATCCTCTCTTTAGGCTCATCAGCTTCAAGGCATCGAGGGCAGGTAATGGGTAGGACCGTCTGGAGAGTGTATGGTTGAAAAGTCAAAGCTCTTCTTTTTCATGTCGAGCTTATTGTTCCTATCTATTGTGATTTCGTTTGTAATTCTCGTACCCTGCCTTATTGTTGCGTTTGACGCTGCACCCTCCCCATACCTAATTGTACTCTTTGCAACACCTCATAGACTAGGTTTCATCTATGGTATGGTCCGAGTTCCCCTATCTATGTATATTTTGTACACCATGTAGACTATGCCTATACACTAATCTGCCTGGCATGAGAATACATGAGTATCGTACTATTACAGGTACTATATAGATGCATAAATATCCTTTATTACATAGTACTCTTGAGTACGTATGTCTCCGAAGCCCTATATGATCTATCATCATGAGTCGGAAAGGGACAACACAGAATAACTGACGTAGTAGGAGACTATTTCAACTATGTATAAAATATGAAGAATGTTCAAGGTATAATTCATGGGTGGGTTACGACACTAGGGAGGGAACATTATGCGGGACTGACCGATCCTGTATCGAATCTTCTGAGCAGAAGCCTAGGTAGTCCTTCGGTCTTACTCTATCGTACTTTGCCCAAGTAAACCAACCAGACACAGGAGAAGATACTTATAATGTGCACATTCTTGCTCGACGGCACCTGGATGCTGGAATACCTCCTTCCTACAGCGGACATTATTAACACTGTGCTCGCTCCTATTGGCATCAGTGTTACACAAGACGAACTCGACACCCTAGCAGAACTTCCTTATACAGAAGGAGGGATTGTTAACCGAAAGCTATATGCTGATGTAGCCCAAGCAATTGGATCTGCTGAAGCACGGACACTAGACACTAAGAGTCAGGGTGTCAATATCAATATCTTGACTCATATAGCTTCTGGTCCTAAGGTCGCCTTACGCAGGGTCACGTGTGCGTACTTACTTTAAGCCGAAGCAAGTAAAGACAGGTAAGATTCGACCTGCAATCGTTAAGGAAGGTCAAGAAGCTTTCCGTGTAGAATACATGAACATCTCATTTATTTAGTATGTGACGACCAGGTCTACATATCGCACTATAAAAATACTACATCTTCCTGCTCTACCCTACATCTTACACTATCAAGGTAGCAGGTTCTGGTGGATAAACAATCTCCACGGAGGAAGAAAAGATAAGATTAATAGAGAAAAGCACTGGAAGTACCTATCGGGGCCCAGCTCACTGAATAGAAAGACTTGAGACACACTGAATAGACTTGAGACACTGAGACAAGGAATGCAATTAAGACACTCAGACTAGGAATGCTATGATAACTACCAACGAAGGCTGGCTCTGAGAAACAAGAGGAACTAATACAAACCTTATTAAGAATCTAACCTCATACATACTGATTCCTTGCTTGACAAAGGGATTTACCTAGCGTAAACAGCGCTCAGTAAAGGCGCGAAGCCCTTGCAAGTCTAGCATTTAGTCAGAAGACAAGAGTATCGGTAGGGGCCTACGAAGAAAGAAGCTAGGGTGGAGGAGAAGATGAACCTATATGACAAACTCCTACTCATCGATTTGCCTAAGTAGAGACCTCTATTTCTGAGGATGAACCTATATGAAAAAGTACTACCATCGAAACTTGGGTATCCTGACTACAATCGACCCATCTTCATATTTTAAATGCACAAGTCAACCGAGTACCATTTAATTCTTAGGTCCAACTGGCTCAACGGGAGCGCGCCAGCGTTTCAAACCAATATGGGTGAAGCAAAATCTCAGTGTACTTGAGATGTGGTCAAGAGTGGCATTGAACTGAAGAAAGCAAGATAAAGACATTACGCCGACTCCAATACTCGGTATACCAACGATAATATCGTCTGCATAACGAGCAAAGTGGACAATCTTCTAAAATTCCCCATTCTTTTGCTCGATCATGGCATCCAACTCAATATCGAGTGGATGTAGAAAAGAATTCATTAGGACAGGAGAAACCCTACTGCCTTGGGGCAGACCAAACCTACTCTTTGAATAATAATTTCCCTCCTTATCTAGAATAGGAGTCGTGCCGGATGCTACGAATGAGTTAAAGAAGCGCGGATTGCTGCACAAGTCAAAGAAGCGGAGGAATGGAGGGATCAAGGCAGTCAAGTAGTCAGACCTATGCCTTCGTTCAGAGATTGATGACTCCCTACCGTCCGTCCTATAGTAGAGTAGGAATGAAAATAGTCAGAAGAGAGTCGGAACTAAGGAGTTTGGGGTAAAGCTCACTCACTCCGGCCAATAAAGCAGAGCCAAGCAAAGGAAGAGTATACAAAGGGTGGCTCGCAACCGGAGAGATTTAATTCAATGCGCTTTGGGGACATTGTTAGAGATCCGGGTTTAATGGATATTTCGTTGCATGGGAGACGATTCACTTGGTCAAATGCACGTGAGAATCCTGTTCTGGCCAGACTGGACAGATTTCTCGTTTCCACTGAATGGAATGAAAAATTTCCCAATACCAAACAGATAGCTCTGCCCAACACCTTTTCTGATCATTGCCCCCCAGATCGAGACCACTTTTCAGTCCTATCACTTCTTAAGGTTTGAGAACTTTGACCTCAGCATTCCAGACTTTCACACTCAGCTTTCTTCTTCTTTGAGTGCTGAAAGAAGCAGAAGATGGTCAATGACAGGTGGGTGGGTCATAGGAAGAGAAGCGTAGCCATGTTGGAACACTAATACCGGGGTGTCAAAGACAAATAGATAAGCTCTGAGCTCCAGGAAAAGAGAGAAAGACAATAAGAACTTTCCGCCCTCACAAAAGATGGGCGCTACTTTTTGCCTGAGCTTGCTCCTGAGAGCATGCATCCGAAAGAATCTTCTTCAAATAAATAAGCCTCTAAATCGTATCGCACCACGCTATCTATTGCCGCAGGTAAAGTATTAGACAGTATTAGGGGGTGGTATTGGAACTTCTCGTCCCAGAATTTGTAGATAAAATCAGCCACCTTATAGCTCTCATTATGTTTTATAATGTAAGAATCTAGAGCTCGTTGTATGTCCTCGGCTGCGCTATGCTTTCCAATTTCCTCTTTCCGCCCGGGCTCTAATAAGGCTTGGTTCTTTAAGAGCTTGATCATTGAGCGATCACGGGACTTTGTTGTCCTTTTCAAATTGCTCCATCAGCAGTACAGACAAGAAAACGATCCGGCAAGTAAGGGACTAGTATCTCACCGAGCTTCGGGATACCATTGTGAGAATAGAGGCATAATTTCTAGGCGAGTGCAAAGGTGACCTGCGATGTAGAAGTGTTTGTTGGCCTTATTGGTAGGAAGGCAGAGAAGGCAAATAAATAAAGAGAATAAAAAGAAGAGACACAAGAGTCAGATAAGAAAGAGAATTTCTTTTTTGGTTCTGGTAAACATTTTTGGAGCTCGAATGGTTTACTTGTTCGCACCGATTTACTTACTCCAAGCTCTCAGACAAAGAGAACTGGGATAATGAGGGAGGACGGCCCATACGCTTCGGAATAGAAAAGCCGGTTGAGACCGACCCGAAGTGGAAGAAGTTAATGGAGCAATGTTGGGCTGCGGATCCTGATCAACGGCCTTCCTTCACCGAGATAGTCGGCCGCTTACAATCCATGCTGGAAGTTTGCCAAGCTCAACCAACCGTTTAATAAGTCGCTGGAATCGAAGCATGTGTTCTTAATTAGCTTAATACTTAGTATGATTTAATTCAACTACTGGAGTTTTATATGTTTGGACCGTTTTGTGCATGGCTATGTGCTTGTGTGATGTTTGATTAAGATTATTTTTTATGGAATTTTTTACTTTTTTTTCTTGTCGGAAGGTTTCCTCTTTGTATTTAGTTGCTGCGAGCTAAATAAGTGTACATAGTGCCTGGATATTGTTTGTTAAAATATTGACAATTGTAGACAATTTTATATTTTATGTTATTTGATCAAGATCATGTGTGCCCCATAGGAAAGATATCAGAAGGAATCGTGCCCCATAGGAGAGCAAAATCATGCCGCATAGGAAAGATAGGTTAGTGTCCTAAGCGCATCTGCTCGATGTGATCTTTTTGCGAGAAGTTCGCTACGCCAGGCTAAAGAAAAGAAAGAAGTGGGTCGGTCTTTTTCATTGAGGTGAGAGGGCAGTCCTTCCTTCTTCAATAAAGCTACAGGAAGATAAGCAATTGGCCTACCAGATTGCATAAGCCCCCTTGCCCAATTCACTGGCACCCGTTTCGATCAAAAACTCCTTTGAAAAATACGGCAATGCCAAAACGGGAGCAGCGGTGACTGCCTCTTTTAGTGTTTGAAAGGCCAACTCAGCTTCTTCCACCCATCTCAAACTGTTCTTCTTCAATAGCTCAGTAAGAGGCACGAAGTGATTGCACCGTACCTTTTGATAAACCTTCTATAGTAACCCGTTAGCCCGATAAACCCCCGAAATTGCTTAAAAGTTGTTGGCTTAGGCCAATTTACCATGCATTGAATCTTCGCTGGATCGGTGGCCACTCCTTCACTAGAAATGATGTGTCCCATATCTTTTTGTGTAGGAGTCTAACTAGAGAAGAATCTACCAGCATTGGATGATAATAGTTGCATTACATATGAAGAGGAGAAGCATGAAGTGCTCAAGTCAGTGTTGTTAGTGAAGGTGAATCTTTTTGGTTTTCTACCCAAGCAATTAATAGGTGGATTCCGGACATCCATATAGCAGACCTGCCTCGAACAAATTCTAGAGCGAGGAGCGCCCCATATTCAACATTTATCATTTGAGTTTGTGTTTTCAGCATGCTCTAATTTTTGTTTAATTGTTTGAGTGTGATGTGTGTAGTAGGAATGGTTATACCTTAATAGCAGTGTGTGTGCATCTTGCATAAACTGAGTAAGATAGAGTTAAGTATATAGTATGTTGTATGTGTGATTATTTAGATCAAAAGTGTCAAAAAGATCGTTCTATCAGTTTATGTGTTCTATCAGATCCTTGGTTCTAACCTCCTATAAATAAGGTTCGAACCTCGGTTCTGGCAGAGTATGCAAGAGCTTTCCACAGTTGCTGTCAACATGTAGAGCAGTGTTTCATTTCTGTTCTATAGTTTGTGTTGATCAGGCAGAAAGTTGATGGCTTCGCTGTTATGGGACTAACCATAGTTGAAAGGTGTGAGAAAAGTCATGAAGAGAATAAGAGAACGTGGCTGTTGGAATTCGTTATGCAGATGGTGAAAAAACACGCTTTGAATCTTTCCGGGTCAATACAGACTTTACCGAGGAGAACGCATATTCACGAGAGTCTGCTAGAAAAGTAAAAATACTAGTGTACAGTTCGGCGGAAGAGCATCACAGTAGGGAGTGGTACCAGAGAAACAGACTCAGTACTTTTTAATAGAGTGCAGTACCAGAGCTAAAGAGTCGGGCATCATAGGTGATACCATCCATACAACCTCGCTTCCATATCTAGATAAACTTACCTGACCTTATTCTCAAGTAAGAGTGTGGCCTTCCCTTTGAAATGCTTCTAATATCATAAAAGGGAGAATAAAAGTTAAGGACCATTGATCCATAGTATAGTTTTTGAGAGCTAGTGTCTTCCACTTGATTCTAAAGTAAAGCTTTTTTACTCTCCTAGTCGCCTTACCAAAGGCCCGCCTTTCCAGTCGTTTTGAACCCTTAACTTCTAGATCGAAGTAAAGCAAGTTTCTTGCCATAACTTATATCTAAGTCAAGCGAATTTCATTCCTTCCAGGAAAGCTGATAAGAAAATATGAATTACCTCCTCCTGGATCAAGCATCACTTTCGTTGTGATCTAACCGAGTCAATCCTGTAGCATCACATCCGTGTCAATAAAGTAACTCCATCCTTTTCTATACATTTTTACTTTTGGTTCCGCGTTATATTTTTTTGATGAAAAATCAGTCAGGTATTAAAAGATGGACCCCGTTGTACTCCAGTTAGCTTATGTATGACTAACTTCTATTGGTTCAACCAGCCGATGCCTTGTACGAGGGGAAGTCTGTCTTGACGGGCCTAAGTTACTAAGTGGAGGGACCTCGCATACGGGAGACAAGGCTGCGCAAATCTCGTCTCCGTAGCCGCTACCTTGCCCCAATTCTAAGTCATCTTCTTGGCCCTCCAAGGGAGACCCGGCCCATACCGCACCCAGGGGAGTTGACGATTCGGTTGGAGCGTTCTTTTGTTCGTAACATTAGTAGTTACGAACGAAAAGCACTTCAACTACAACTCATTCCTTTTTTACTAACAGCTTCTTTCTTTGTGCATTTCAATTGCTTAAGCCCGCCCTCATTTAGTTCAACATAGTCATCTTCTTCCCGGTATTCATTAGTTCAAATATCTTCTCTCTACACTGGGCCCATGGCTTCTGACAAGAGTAACGCAAGTTAATTCCTTTTTGGGTTGGTGGCTGCATTAGGCCTAAAGGAGGGGTTTTTTCTCTTTTCTGGTTATTGTAAAACATTGTTGAGGCGCGGAGCGATTCAGTTTTCTAGGAGCTAGTCTTTCCAATTGAAGAAAATTGTATCCCTCTTTAACTGTATATATTCCTGTTTTGGATTTATCCCAGATTAGTCTATCACTAATTAAGGAAATTTGTTTTGGTATAGGTGCCTTTTGAACAATGAATCTACATTGGCTGGAGTTGAAAAGAAGAGTCAAGTTTTGGTGAATCCACTTGGAGTTTTGATGATCAAAAAGATTGGAAATGGTTATCTCCTGAGATTTAAAGGTAATGGTTCTTTTGGCCCAGTTTTTTATCCATGGTTGGTTTTGTGCAGGAATTTGTGATCCTGTTTGGACATCCCAATGTATGTTATGTTTGAAAAAAGGTTTAAGTTGTTGGATATCTTTCCATAATTTACTACAACCTCTACTTGTGTTGGTACCCCACAGTCCTTTTTCCCAGCAATACTTCCCTTTAACTTGGTCAATCCACTTAAGGGGTTTGTTTGAGGCTATGTTCCAAACTGTTTTTAGCATTAAGGCTTGATTAAAAAGGTTAAGATCCTTAATACCTAAACCCCCATGTTCAATTGGTAATGTGGCTTGTGACCAGGCAATTGGGTTTATGAATCGGTTTTGAGATTTTCCCCCAAAACAAAAGTGTATTAGGACTCTTTTAATTGAGTTAATCATACCTTTGTTGAATAGGGAAATGGAGAAGAGATGTACTGGCAAAGAGCATAGAGTCGCCTTGATGAGAGTTAGTCGCCCGGCATGTGATAGGAGATCCCTTTTCCAACCCCCAAGTCTGTGATGTAATTTTTTTAATATTAATTTTGAGATGTCTGTATTATATGTAGGGGGCTGGGCTAGGAATACTCCAAGGTATGGATCCATTTCTTCTCCTTTTGTTGCTTGCAAAATAGAAAGGATACCGGGTTGTAACAATGCGGAGCATTTGTTACTGAACCATATCTTAGACTTGCGGGGGTTTATGTTAAGTCCAGATACTGTAGAGAAGTAGGTTAGAGTGATAAGCCAGTTCCGAGCGTCTATATCAGTAGAATTTCCAAAAATTAAAACATCATCAGCATAAATAACGTGAGTGATGGGAGGACAGTGAGGGGTGAGTGTGATACCTGCGAGTGTAAGTTGTTTCTGTCGTAGGTGAATCAGTCTCGAAAAACCTTCCAGCGCCAAAACAAAGAGGAGAGGTGAGAGTGGGCAACCTTGTCTGAGTCCCCTAGTCGGTTTGATAAAGCTCCCATTATTGCTTGAACCATTAATTTCTACGGAAATAGTACTCTTAGTTAAACAGAATGAAATAAGTTTCCATAGATCTTTTGGGAAATTGAGATATTCAAGCATTTTGTCTAGGTAGGACCAACGAACAGTGTAAAAAGCTTTCGTTATGTCAGCTTTAAAAAGAAAGCTTTCGGCTTGGTATTTCAAGGAGTTGAAGGAATGCATAACTTCCTTGACTAGGTGTATGCTATCAGTAATGTTCCGGCCCTTAATGAAGGCTGTTTGGTTGTCCGAGATAATAAAAGATATGTACGGTCTTAACCTAGAGAGAGGCAATTATTTTCATAAGTAACCGATAGGCAATATTTCCAATGCTAATAGGTCTATAGTCTGAAGTTGGGGTTGCATCCTCATTTTTATTAATAAGAATCATTCGACCTTTAAGCCAGTTTAAGGGTACGGTTTTTGATTTGAAGCATTTAATAATAGCGTCTGTCAGGGTGTCACCTAAAATAGGCCAAAGGTTTTGTAGGAATTTAGTTGTAATACCATCAGGACCTGGGGCACTGTGAGGGGAAATTGAGTAGAGGGTATGGTAAATTTAATTCTTTGTTGGTAAAGAGTTTAGTTTTTCTTGTGTTTTAGTGGAAAAACTAGGGCCAGGTATGGTATTGATTGTCCCAACAAATTGTTCAAGTGCAACAGATGAAATGTTTTGGGTATGGTTGTCAGAATAGAGGTTTTTAGAAAAATTGAGAAATTCACCTTTGATTTGTGAGTCTGACGTGAGGGTCTGTCCCGTGTCTGTCTCAAGTTCAGATATGTTATTACGCCTTCTTCTTACAGTCGCCATTGTATGAAAGAAACGAGTGTTGCGGTCCCCTTCTTCCGCCCATTTGACTCTCGATCTCTGACGCCAGTATTCGTTATTGAGCGTTTCAGCCTCCCATCTGTCTCGAAGAAGTTGTCTTTCAATTCTTGGATCCTGTTGAAGTGGATGTAAGGATTAAAAGTAAAGAATTGGTTTGTCCATAGTTTTCAGTAGTTGTGGTGGTGAGGTTTTTTTTTTAGCCCAAGTTTTTATGTTCCTTGTCAAGGATTGCAATTTAGCATTCCATGTGGAGTTAAGTGGATTTTTCCAGGAATACTCACAGAGAGAGTTGAAATCCTTGTCATGGAACCAAGAGTTCTCAATACGCTATTTTAACCTAATAGGTTGAAATCCGTCAGTTTGTAGAATAATAGGGCTGTGATCACTGTGTATTCTTGGTAGATGTTTTACCATAGTGCATGGATACCGGCTCAACCAGGTAGGTGTAACTAGAATTCAGTCTAATCTCTCAAAGATAGGTGTAGATGTGTGCTGCCGGCCGAGCCAGGTGTAGGCAGGACCTGAAAAGTCAAGGTCTATTAAACCTTAACTAGATATAAAATGTTCAAAGAAAAGATCATCTTTTTGAAAAATTGGATTACCACCATGTTTTTCACGGGAAGAACTGATGGCATTGAAGTCTCCGGTGATAAATTTGGGTGTGTTTAGGAGAAGTATTTGTTGAATGTAGTTCCAGAAAAGTTTATTTTTTTTCCTAGTAGGTTCTCCATAAACTCCTATCAGATACCATGGTGGTTTGTGAGGATGTATAATTTTTGCCCAAATATGGTTTTTAGTCACCTCTAAGACTTTCAGGTTGATTGAGTCTGACCAGCAGAGTTCAATTCCCCCCGACAGGCCTTTTGAAGCAAAAAAAGCATTATTTTGAAGTGGTAACATGGGAAGGATTTTTTTTTTATTCTTTCATTAGAGGCTTTGGTCTCTGATATAAAAATTATATATGCCTGGGTCGATAGGAGGAGATCTTTAATGAACTGATGTTTCCGCGGTCCTCCAATACCGCGGCAGTTCCAACCTATGATATTCATATAGGTTGTGGAGGCGAATTCGGGTGCGCCTCCTTCACCCTTTTGGGGCCCGGTGGGCCTGAGATTTCTTCCTTGGAAGAGGAAGACTCAATTAAAAGGGTCTTGCTATAAGGTCCACGTTTATGTGAAGATTGCTCCTTTTTGGTTGAATGAGACGGGCCAATTGTAAAATTCCTAGGCTTAGGTCAGGTTGCTCTTTGTTTCATTTTAGGACTAGGTTCCTCCACAATAGCTTTACCTTTGCGGTCTTTGTTGCTATTACCCTCAAAAAGGAAAACTTGATTAGAGGAGGTGGCTTTTATCAGTCCCTGCTCGGCAATCTTGTTTGGAATTTGGTCTTCTTGTTTACCTAAGGAACATGAATTTTGAGATTCAAGTAAATCAGATGCATCCCTTAACTGCTGCATTCTTGTAGGACAATTAAAAAGGTCATTACCTACAAGGCCGCAGTTTTTACATATTTTATAAATCCTTTCATAAATTATACGGACCATAATTTCGCCCAGGTCTGGGTGTAATAATGGTATCTCTTCATTTAAGGGTTTGTCGATTTTAATACGAAGTTTTTGACGATAATAACTATACCAGAGTTTATGGTAGCCTTAGCATCTGATAAAGGTGTACCCACAGCAAAAGAGAGGGATTGAATACCTGTTTCAGTTAAAACGTCGTGAGGTATGTTGTGGAACTGAACCCACCCAGGTTTCCATGAAGTCGCCATGGCGACTTTGACTGTCCTGTTCATTGAGGAATCGCCTAAGAACAATGGGGTCTCCTCTGTGATTTAATATTCCTCTATCAAGTGCTTTCAGGAGGTCCTCTTGATTGCAGAATTGGATTAGAAAAATATTCCTTGTAGTAGTTTCAGTAAAGGTGGTTGATTGATTTGCTCTCCATGCTTCGATCATCGAATGGCGAAGCCTGTTTATATAAACCTTTCTTTCCGAAATGACTCTTAGTTAGTAAGGCTTGTAAAGTCCAGTCACGCGTTTTTGTGTCTGCTCTGGTAAGTTGGACTGTCGGGCCCCGCCTAGAACCTGTTGAAGATAAATCTGAAAATTTATTGATTAGGTCATTAGGTTGAGGTATGTTTTACATGGTGTTGTGAGTAGGTATTGGGCCTAAAATAGAAGGTTTGTAATTGGGGTTCTGTTCTTTGAGAATGGGGATGTGAGGGTGAAGATTAGGTTTAATAACTACTGTTTTTTCTGAATAGTTGAGAAACCGAGTTGTAGGAGAGTTTTTTTTATCTATTTCTATTTGTATATGTAGTGTATTCAGTAGCTTTTTAGGGGTGTGACGAAGAGGTGTCTGTAAATGAGGGGGTATAGACTTATTATTCACAAAGGTATTTGAGTTGAAAAGATGCGAACCTGAGGGGGTGCTTCCTGTTGCACCCGTTAGAGTATCATGTGAAAAACTGTGTAGACTTGGTGCAGCTTGAATACCATGGACCACGTCTGAAAAAGAATCGATGGAGCCATGGTCATCCAAAGGCTGAGTCCCTGACGGTTCTCCGATTTGGTTCTGCGCCCGCCTGAGATCCTTTGTTTTCACCAAAACGGCGGATTAAGTTGCGCTGGTGAATAGCAAACAGTCTTTCTTCAGGGGTTTTATCCTCTTGGTTTAAGTCGGAGTCCTCGGGGGGAATTACCCAGCCATTGGGGCACCAGTCATCAATGGTTAGGGGGCATATGGTCCATCTTTTCTCGTAATATACGAGAATCTCTTCAGGGATAGCCAAAGGATCCCGACATTTGATCCATAGTCGCAGGACTGATCTGTCCCTTTCCCCCAAAGATGCTGGGTAGATAATGGATACTATTTTGCCAAATTCAGAAATGGATTTTATGATGCAGTGGTCATCCCATATTCTTAGTGGATATTTGTGTATAGAAATACGAACCAGATACGTAGTATATGGGAAATGCAAATCCGGATCTCTAAAAAGAGATAAAGCAAGACCATTATCTGCAGCATCATCCATGTAGTCTCGGATAAGTCGGAAAGCGCTGACTTTACTAGGAAATTGAATCACTACTTGAGAGAGTGACCAGCGGTAGCATTGAATTTGGGTGATGGGATGGTTTATGATGTCTGCAATAAATCTCTTAATTCTCCCATCCGTCCAGTGAATATGTGGATTGGTTGTAGTTACTAGGATAGATTGTGATAGGCTTGTAGGAATAGAGTTAGTTAGATCATATTCGTCGTAACATACACGACTACGACGAATTCGGTGTTGTAAGAAAGGATAAGCGGGTATAGGGACATGTTCCATGTTTTCGGTTATGTGCTAGGAAGAGAACAGAGGGAAAGTAGAGAAAGGGAGTAGATATGGTGAGGAGTGGGGAAGAAAGTAGAGTAAGGATAGAGACAAGTCATAATTTTTAAAGAAAGGAAGGAAAAGTTCGGCAGAAAAAACAAACAATGAGAGAATTGGTGGCACTACCAACATAAGATTCGATACCAAAGGAACGATGGTTCAATAAGTTAACCGAAAATAGTCTACTCACCTTTCTTTATGTTGCGAGTTCAAAGGGAAATGAACAGGTGCGAAGCAAAAGACTTTGCTCTTTCTTTTGTTGTTTAGTTTGCTGGGTGCCCTCGTTGGTTGAGTCGCGGAGATAAAATCCTAATCTACCCAGATTTTGAAGTCTTAATTCTGACTTATATAGACAATATTATACCAAGCCTTCTCACAACTTTAGAGCCCATCTCTTACTTGGTTTATATTGACAGTTTCTTTATTTTGCTTTTTTGTGATGAACTCAATGACATATTAGTAGATGACTTTCAAACTGCTTTCCTTTCGTTAGCAAAAGAACTCAGCTTTGAGTTGCACGCACTCTATTTTGGAGTGACCCGTACTTTCTGGATATTAACAATACTTGCTCGCATCTCTTATTTCATGCACTTCCAACGGCCTCGGTCGTCGAAGATCAAAGTCGCTTCTTTCTATGCCGAATTCTTCTCCAAATTTCATCCCGGTTGAATTCGGGCGGGAAATCGTCGCCGAGACTCTGTGGGGCTTTCCGGTTTGCTCGCTCCGCCCACTTCGAAGGAGATCACAGACTACTTTCTTGGGGGCTATGCTAACTCATGGCAGCACCTATAACTATAAACTCTTGAATTCCATGCTTTCCATTGCATCAGATTCTCCAGGCCACTACGAAAAAAGTTGCTTTTGGTCTGGCCCCTAAGAATAAATGCTCTGAAAAGGTACTGTACCCTTTTTTCTAGATATTTACGGGCGGGCAGACCTCTATTAGATCTTCAATGGGCAACCGAGGACTTCTCTTAGAATTATAGGATTTTTCCCAACCCACATTTTCAATAGATTAACGCTTGCTCAAGTCCGAGCATTTACATTGATTGCCTTTCTTGAAGAAGAAAAGAATATGATAGCCCTGACCATGCATTGGAAAACCGATCGTTCTATGCCTCCTAGATAGACAGACTTTCTAAATGGACTCTCTGAAGTCTAGATTTGCTACTCCACCAAACCAAAAACTCAGTCAGAAACGTACTACTCGACTACACAAACTACCATAAATAAGCAAAGAAAGGGACTACGTTACTACACACAATAAGTAAGAAGCGAAAGTCAGAAGCGATTTGTTGAAAAGCAAACCCAACTTGATAATTAATTGAATGAGCGAGCCCGCATTGCTACACGAGCTTAGGCCTCAAACACTAACTAACGACCCTTAAAAGCAAACAAAGCTATAAATGCTGGAAAGACACTAACCAGAGGAGATTGAACGATACCATTGCTTCTCCGTTCATACATACTTGCCTAGCTAACTACCAGAAGAAGTATTAATCAAAAGCAAATGCCTAGCTAGCTGGTTGGCGAACCCGATAGAGAAAGTGGGGCGGCTTCTTTCCTCTCCTTTTAGTCGAGCCAATGCATAAAGAAAAGAGCCTGACTTGTATGAAAGAGCAAATAGTAAATGACTATTTATTGAGTGAGGTAAGCATCTTTACTAGGAATACCGTAGCTCAGTAGTAGAAAAAGAAATGAAATCTTTAGAGCATTACTGATTGAGTAAGACCAGACTATAAATTACCAGGTAGGTGAAAGAAGAAAAACTAAAGGGGGGAAAATGATACAATCTTTCTATGTTCTCCTAACTTATCAAGCTCGCTCTTCCCCTTAGAAAGTAAATAAGACTATCTAAATAAACTTTACCTACTCACAAGCAAGCAAGGTGGTGATTGGGTAAGAAAGCAGCCTCAAAAGCATAAAGAAATTTTCTAGGTCAGTCAGGTTCAGTCAACTTCTACACTCAGCAGACAAGGAATACTTAATTTCCTACCTCCGCCCAGAAGGTATTTCTATGAGGTTTCTTCCTTCACTACTTTTTTCATCATTACTGACTTCAAATCTTACTACCAATTGTATGTAGGGGCATGACTAAGTTTTACTTACAAAGGAGCTAGCCCGAAATGACTCAATGTTCCTTCCAGACGTATTTATTTGAAAAAAAAAAAAAAAAAAAAACACACACAAATAAATAGTATAAAGAAAGAACTAATTGAAGAAGAGTAACTAAAGTAAGTGGCTGCTCCCGAGGAAATAGGCAAAGGGTAGAGAAGAAGGCAGTGCCAACAAATCATGCGGGTTATCCTTCGTAATGCGTAGAGAATTCTGACTGTAAAGGGGCCAGAGTAAAGCCTTTGCTAGCAAGTGCCTAGCTAAGATTCCTCGATTCAGGGCTTGAAAAGGATACAGGTAGTCGTAGAATGATTATCCAATTAATACATGTTGTTGAAAGCAGAATCGGTGAAGAAAAGAGCAGGTATTTAGAGTAAAAAGGAGTGATTTCTCATGGTCTGAACTCTCAATCTGATCGAACAAGCCGTAATTTCGTTAGCGAAGGAAACTCACTCTAGTAAGATAAGGCAGCATATGAACCAAACGTGCCATTTTAGTGTCAGCAGCTATCTATAAACAATGTTGTTTAATAAGGAAAGCGGTGCATTAGTTACTTATTTTTTGTACCTGCCGGCGATGACTTGAGAATAAATAAAGCAGCGAATCAAACCGCTAGCCAGGATCTACCCCGGTTAGACAATAGCTTCAGGCAATCGCTTATCGTATTTGAGGAATGACACGAACGAGTTGATGCGGAAAGGTTACATGCATTCGGGATTTGGACAACTAATTCATTCAATCCTTAAGAAAAGCAAAACCTCTTTTCTAGAACCAAAGAACTTGCTTTGCTATAGAACCCTCAACCCCTTTAAAACATAATCCTGGTATACAGACCAAAATATAGAGGAGACAACACACAATTAAGATTAATCAAAAAACCATCAGCAGAAATGAAGCAATTTCTTCTGACAAGTTAATAGAATTCATCCTTCCAGTTGACCACTTCATAACCTTTTTGAAGTGACGTCGCCTAATAGTTATCCACTCCTCCATCTTCACCTGGAAATTCCAACTTTCCAAAAATCTCAAGTGCCCAATTTACCTCATCTAGGGCTGTGAAAAACTCTTTAGTCCACATCTACGCCTTGAGGTCTCTATTTGATATGTTAATCTTTTTAATGCAACCTGTCCTCAAATCATATTTCATTGGAAAGCCTTTATACTGCCAACAATCCAAGATCCTCTTAATGCAAACCTTAATTAACATGTCAATTAATTACAGAATTCTGGGTTTTTTCTATCTTTTTTTTTCTGTTCGATTAGTCGTTTGTGTATTTCCAATTTCGTCAATGGTTTTCTGTCAATAAGATCACTAAAGTTGAATGGGCTTTTCGTTCGTAACATTATACGTTACTCACTAGGAGGGCTTTTCCTCAATTACCGGGTTGCTTTTCCAACAAGCACGAACTTTTTCTTTTACAGGGAAGAAAACGGGACATCTACTCTCTCTTGAGATGCCAACTTACTGCTTATAGGCCTCTTTCTCATCAAAGAATGGCATTAGAAGAAGTATAAATAAAGTATAGAGAAAAGAAGCGTTATTTAAAAATAAATCTATTTTAGTCCGGGCACAGACCTGTTTTCAAGGGAAAATAAGCCTGTTACAGTAGGAGTGGAAGTTGAAGGCCTATTACGTACTTACCGCTTTCGAACCGCCCCTATCCCTTCCTTCTTTGGCTACCTAGATAGGTAGATTTTATAGCTTTATTTACAAGCGGAGGCCGCTAAGGAATGAATCCTATAGTGAAGTTAGACAGACTCAACTACCCGGTCTCGCTTTGATGGCGCAGATACTACTGACTCGCAAGTATTTAGAGGAATCTAGGATTTCGCATCGATTGCTTTGTCCATCCAGGATCACCTTTGCCCTCCATTCACTAGTTGCTTACCGCAAAACGCAAACCATCCACTAAAGTAAATAAACTCGGACATTATTTAATTCTTACATACGATCTATCTTGAATCAAAACAACGTTCTTCACGGGCGAGCCCAACGTTCATATTAATCATTTTATTCTGGGTTTTTTATTTCGAAACTTTCCGGGGCAAGAACACTGCTTCCCAACCAAACATTTCCATCTCAGTAAACGCATACCCCTTGAAAGATACCACAGTAATCTTAAAAAGTGTTTGGTTCCAGACCCAGACGAAGCACCTGTTTTTATTTCTTCCAAAACAAGAAAAAGCTTTGCGCCTCTTTGTTTTCGGTGACCGATCTCATCGGCGTCCCTTTATTAAAAATAAGAGGACGGGACTCAGACATGGCTACTCGGGACCCCCCTTCTCCCACCTTGGGTTCACAAAGGTATGGAAATACAAGGGCAATAGCAATGTTCACTTCTCTTTAACCTAAAAGCAATTAATTTTATCATGTTAAATCCACTTCAATGAGGATAAAGAGAGTACTGATGGTATTGTTCGAGATCTCTATTCAGACGTTTTCAAAGAATTCGCAGGCGCTATTGAATGCTATTTATCTAAGGAGCTTTCTGCTGTTGTTCGAGACCATCTTACTCGAGGACTTATGAATAAGATCTTCCTGCCACTAGTGTATGGGAAAACTCCGCGTAGTGCTAGAGCTTATATTCTTAATGCACTTGATTTCACACTATCAAAAGGAGATGGATACAAGGTAGCTGATGCTTTATAAAGGTTCTGGGAGGAGAGATTCCCTTCGATTTACAACCTTATGACGTTGGTCAACGAGGTTTGATGGTTTGCTGGATTCTTTAACAGGCCAATTCGCTATAGGGGGTCTGTCTTCATAACCGTCCAGACTACATGAAGCAGGAAAAATTACAACATCTGCTTATATATAATAAGACTAAGAAAAAAAAACCCGTAGAATTAATCTCTCCATATCTACCACCAAACGAGATACAGCTAAGTCTAGGAGAGCCTCATTCGCCAATTTAATTCACCAAAAAGATGCTGCTATTACTACTAGAGTTGTACACGAGTGTATACTCAATGCTTTCCTAGTTTACACGGTACACGATAACTTTCTTGTTCCAGCAACTCGTGCGGCTGACTTACCTTCATACTATTCAATAGCTTTAGCAGACCTTGTTCACCCACTACATCTAATTAATTGTCTACTATTCGCTAATCTTATATCCCAGAATCCCAGAGTTATACCAGATATGAACCTATACTCTGATCCAGCTTTCAAGCTTTTCTTTGAGTATACCGAGCTTGCACTTCTTCATGCTGACCTCTTACCCAAGGAAAAGGCACGTAAAGCTCACATTCTAGCCTCACCACTTGTTATAACACGGGATCTTTTTATCTCTTTCATGACAAGCATAGAACCGAAATCACTATCTCAAAATGATAAGGCTAGATGGGATACTCATCTTCGATCACTTATTGATGCATACACCCACTATGCCGAGACTGTTATGAGCTACCCGAATAAGTACTGGTACTTCAAGGAACTTATTTGCTACAATGCTCGTAGCAAAAACTGTAAATCGCTTCTTCCTAAATAGATTTCTCTTAACAAATAGAATGATATGCTCTTTTCTTAAAATTAACCCTCTACCTACACTGAATAGACAGACAGCACACAAATACTTACTTAGAGATAGATTATTATTATACTTTATAGGGATTTTAAAACCAAATGCTCACAATACTTCATAAAATTGATCGATTAGTTTAGCATTGACTTAGCCCTCTTCACTCAAAGTCTCAATTGACGATCAAACAGTCCAAGCCACCTAGCTCCGATCCTATAACCTTCAATTCACAGGTGGAGTGAACAAGTACCATGCTTAACACAACCCAGGAGTCTTCTTCGAACCATTCACTTCACCAAGATACTTACTATAGAGGCTTACATAGAAGAGTTTACTCTACAAGTCCACCATTGCTCATCCATATATAAACATTGCTCATCCATATATAAACATTGCTCATCAATATCCCCCCTTTTCAGGTGCACTGATGAAGGGAAGGCCCATATATGCTCACTTTCGAGCTTTCCTACGCACGCTTGGTTTAATAGAGAGTACTAGGCACATTCTTAGCTGACACTAAAGTGCTAAATGAAAACAGCTGGGTGAGACCTCCACTCTCACCACAATCAAATAACACAAATGTACCACCAAGACCTCAACAGGGACCTAAAGTGTTGTGTCAGATATGTGCCAAACCAAACCATTCTGCCAAGGTGTGTTATTTCAGGTATGAACCTGACCCTTCCTGGAAACCAAACCCTAGATTTCAAGCTTTTGCTGCTCTGGCCCCTACCAGTTGCACAGATGCTTCAGCTTGGGTGTTAGACTCTGGTGCCCCCAACCATGTCACCAGTGATCTGAATAACTTGAGCTCATTCTTCAACTACAATGGTGCTGACACCTTGCAAGTTGGCAGTGGTGCTGGTCTTCAAATTCAGCACATTGGTAACTCTTCTTTTCACCTTTCTGGTCAGCACATTAACCTGACAAACATACTTCATGTCCCCTCCTTTACTTGCAATCTCATTAGCATTTCGAAATTGCTGAGTGACAATCCACATATATTAATTGAGTTCTCTTCTTCTAATTGCATAATTAAGCACCTCCCCACCAAGACAACCCTTCTACAGCTACCTAGTACAAAGGGTCTCTTTGCTGTGAAGTTCTCTTCTCAGCCTTCTGCTTTCATTGGGATTAGAGCTTCAGCAATAAAGTGGCACCAAAGATTGGGCCACCCCTCCAATTCTGTTACTTTAGATGTTGTTAATACATACAATTTACCTTGTAATTCAAATAAGCTGGATGTTTGTCATGACTGTAGTGTTGCCAAGGCACATAGGTTGCCATTTTCTGTATCAACTTCTGTTTCTACTTCACCACTTGAGATTGTACATTCAGATGTGTGGGGCCCAACCCCAGTTCTTTCAAACAATGGGTTCAGATATTCTGTGGTGTTTATTGATGACTTTTCAAAGTTCTCTTGGATCTATTTTATGAAATAAAAGTCAGAGGTGCCTCAAATTTTCAACAAGTTGAAACTACAAGTTGAAAACTTGCTACAGTCAACAATTAAAACCTTGAGAACAGATGGAGGAACTGAATTGAAACCAATTGCCTCTCAACACCCCCAGTTGGTACATCAAACTACCTGTTCCCACACTCCTCAGCAAAATGGTGTTGCTGAGCGCAAACACAGACATCTAGTTGAACTAGCTCTTGCCAATATGACACATGCTCACATACCAACAAAATACTGGGATGAGGTACTGGCCAGTGTAAACTACCTCATCAATAGATTGCCAACCTCTACCAAAACTGTTCCTTTCACCACATTGTTTCACAAAACTCCTGATTACTCAATGCTTAGAGTAATTGGTTGCCTTTTTTTTCCATACACCTGACCATACAATACTCACAAATTGGAAATGAGAGCCTTACCATGTGTTTTTCTGGGCTATGCCTTGTCTCAGAAGGGTTATAGATGCCTTCATATACCTTCCAACAAGATTTATATTTCCAGACATGTACAGTTTGATGAGGATACTTTCCCTTTTTCCAATTGTACTCCTGTTGCTTCAACTAATACTCCTACATCACAATCCAACTCCTTCTTACCCATTCTGCAACAATCTCTACCAGTTAAAACTTCAAGTCATCTTATAACTAACCAACATCCTACTCCTCCTGCTACCAACACTGATACCTTAGTCAACACCACTAACAATGTTTCAGCATCTCCTACACATCCAAAAACACCCTCCACACCTATCAATCACCAATCTCCCCAGCCCCCCTCCTCCATCATCCCTCAAGCTACCTCACATCACATGACTACAAGAAATAAAGACAATACCAGAAAAAACAAAAACCTTCCCAAATCATGTTACTTTTCTGACAACTTTGGACTCAGAACCAACTTCTCACACCAAAGCAATGCTCATTCCTGAGTGGAGACAAGCAATGGCTATTGAAATTGATGCACTTGCTAGAAACAGCACATGGACACTAGTACCCCCACAACTACATAAAAAGGTCATAGGGTGCAAATGGGTATACAAATTGAAAAATAAATCAGATGGCACAATAGACAGGCACAAGGCAAGACTTGTGGCTAAAGGATTCAATCAAATTGAAGGCATTGATGTATTTGAAACTTACAGTCCAGTTGTCAGACCAGCCAGCATCAGGGTCATACTGTCATTGGCAATCTCCTCAGGCTGGACAATTAAACAGCTTGATGTTCACAATGCTTTTCTCCATGGTGAACTGTCTGAGCAAGTTTATATGCAACAGCCACCAGGATTTGTGGATCCAGTTCATCCGGAGTATGTTTGCCTCTTGTCAAAAGCACTTTATGGACTCAAACAGGCCCCAAGGGCTTGGTTTCAAAAAGTTGAGCTCAACACTACTTGCCAGGGGTTTTAAATCTTCTCAGTATGACCCCTCTCTCTTCTTTTCTAACTCTCATGGTCACTGCATCTTCATACTCATCTATGTAGATGACATCTTGATAACTGGTAGTAGCTCCAATCTTATCACTTCTTGCATAGACCACCTACATTCCCAATTTTCACTCAAAGACTTAGGAAACATTCACTACTTTCTTGGTATTGAGGCAAACTCATGTGCAGATGGCTTACTTCTCAACCAGTCAAAGTACATTGAAAACTTGCTCACAAAAACCAATATGTTGACTGCTAAACCCTGCACAACACCCATGGCTACATTCACTTCTCTCACTATTGATGATAGTGAGAGAAGTGATGATCCTCACCTATACAGAAGTGTATTAGGGGCACTTCAGTATGCAAACCTCACCAGGCCTGATATATCTTTTGCTGTGAACAAATGCTCTCAGTTCATGCACAATCCAACCCAAAAATCATTGGTCTGCAGTCAAAAGAATCTTGAGATATCTCAGAGGCACTCTTGATCATGCCTTTCTCATTCATGCCAACTCCTCCCTAGAATTGCATGCATACTCAGATGCAGACTGGGCAGGATCAGTTGATGATAGAAGGTAAACTTCTGGCTTCTGTCTGTTCTTGGGCAGAAATCAGATCTCTTGGAGTGCCAAAAAGCAACCCACTGTCTCAAGATCAAGCACAGAGGCTGAATACAGAAGTCTAGCTCTCACATGCACAGAAATTCTTTGGCTACAAAATCTGTTGAAAGAATTGCATGTCTCTCTTACTGATACACCAGTTTTATGGTGTGATAATATAGGGGCAACCTTTTTGGCTGCAAACCCCAGCTTTCAGGCAAGGACAAAGCATATTGAGATCGATTTTCACTTTGTCAGGGAGAGAATAGCCAATAAGGAACTCACTGCACGATTTATTTGCTCTGCTGATCAGCTTGCTGATGTACTGACAAAACCTTTGCCAACTATCAGACATCAATTTTTGAGAACCAAGCTCAATGTGATTTCATCAGCATTGGCTTGCGGGGGGTGTGATAACATACAGCAGGACAACTCCAGTTTTCAGAGAAATGGAGAATAAGCTTGAACTCTTAATTGTAGTTAGCTGATAATTGTAATTGGTTAGTTCAGTTAGAGAGGTTAGTTAGTTAGCTAAGTGGTCTCAGCTACGCAGAAATATATATACTGTGAAAAACCCCCTTGTACAATTCAATTGTCACATTACAATCAATACAATATCTTCAAGATTCAATTCCTCTTCAAGAAGAGAAGCCGGGGTAATAGTACTTCAGGGGTTTTTACTTAATTGCCGAACCAAAGTCAAAGTAGCTTAAGCGGTCGGTGTGGATTTTCTTTGATCAACCAGCCCTCTGAGACAAACTCTATAAGTAACCAAAGCATAGGACTTTTTCTTTCCATCCTGGCAGTAGACCATACTGTTGACAAGAGGATGCCTAATAATATCATAGATAGAGATATAAGCTTCTTTTGTTTTAGAAACTATACGCAATTGTTTCATTCTTCTCGTGGCAACAACCATTTGCTGCGCCCAGTGAGTAACTACGGCATGTTACGAACAAAGGACACGTGCCTACTATACGTTATACGTCTATCTCTCGTGCCTACGAGACTCACTGAGTTAAAAGGCGAGTAACCACTTCACCAGCGCTCTTGGGCATGCTTGAATCTCTTCAAAGTGGAAGGTAGGAAGCTAATAAGTAAGTATTCACTCCTCGTGGTTTGAGTGCTACTTCTATACGGAACGGCAACCCAAGTTGTTAACGAATAGGATTCTTGTGGAAGTAAGGGCTTGGCTTAAACGATACAGAATGGGCTATGTTCCCTTACCGCCTATCATAAAGCTGAACTACCTCTTTCTTCCGTAACCTACCCAGACGTCCAGTGAAAAAAGCCTTTCTTAGCTTAGGAGAGCCGTCAGGAGATTCGTTTCTAGCAACCAGCGAGTTGTTCTATTTTACTATTTTGGAAAGTCAGTATATATGATTTAAGAAGAATCAGAGCGTTGGGATGAGTTAAAAACCCACCGCAAGCGCAACGGTGCCGAATGCCCAGTAAGCTTGGTACTCCGATTGGCAAAGCGAGCAGAACCAATGCCTTTGGTTAAAATGTAAGCAATCTGAGCCTCTGATGGGGGGAACCGCACTAAGAGTTGTCTGGAGGTGAAGAGTTAAAAATAATCCAATCCCGGAAAGATAGTACCTCCTCTTCGCCTAATTTGGATTTCTGTCTTGTGGTTTCTTTGGATCAAGGCTTCCTGAGGTCTAGGGGTATAACGGGCAGTTATCCATGACTTAGGAGTAGATGGATTTAATTGGCTTAGGTGGATTCCTTCAATCAATAGTGTACGCTGCAGGGCAGGCTAACAATCCTAAGTACGCTCGCTCCTCGGCTAACCCAAGGATTCGTAGCTAACCCAAGTTGGTAGTAGAAACAAGGCGCGGAGTCAATCCTTAAAAAAAGGTCGTAATAGGTAGGTATTCGGTAACCATTGCTTACGTAGCAGGCTCTGCTTCTTTGCTTAACAGCTCTTAAACCTATTCCTTATCTTAACCCAATTCCTTAACAGCTCATAAAACAAGTAGTTGTAGCGTTAGCATAAGCATTTACCTCTTAACAGTATTCTATTAATAGGATCTTTTCTTGTCTTCACTCTTTGGTTTTGAGTCTTTCAACTCATTGATGCCTCCTCGCTCGGGTTGCCCCCCGAGCTCAACAAGTAAACATGGATGAAAGAAGTTCCTTAGTGGCAAGCGTAGGCTCAAAACTCTCTTCACTTCAGTAGTAAACTCCTCATCTGGGCGGCAGTCAATTCACTAAATAAATTAAGTGTTAAAAAAACAGATTGCTGTGGTGGGAAACTTTATTAGTAAGGGGCGGGAAAAAAGATATTCACTATTTACTGGATTGAAAAGAAAGGTAGCCTAGCTAGTGGATCTTCCTCTACCACGATTAGATTCTTTTTTCTTCTTAAGTGCCCGTGACTAGGATAAGCTGCCTGCTCTTCTACGTAGTATGGCACCAGCGGCTAAAAAGGCTGGTAAACAGTCTACTTCCTACTTTGATGAGTCTGGCATGTATCTACCAAAGGGTTTTTTACTACTTTATCGGGGCACCTTCTTACTGATTCCGTGAAAGCACAAATCTGATCAGACTAAGTGAAAGATTCTTCGTTCTTTTGGTTGGTCAAAAGCCTTATCATATATAGGGTAAGCTGCTGCAAAGCTTTGTAGTAACCTTTGATATTGGTTTTGATGAGTGTGAGTAAAGAACTGAGCTTTTCAGAGCATAGACTCCCATCCCATACCAACTTCAACTCTACTTAGCTATGCCGAGACAGGCGGATGCACAACTGACTTCACTGAAACTATGCGAGTTGGTATCGACTTTACTTAAGCTTTCAATGCTAGTTCAGCATCGGACGGACCTATCATAAGAAAAAGTTTCATAAGTTCCTGAGCTTGGCTCTAGAAAAGAAAAGATTGTAGCTGCAACTTTAACTGGAGTTAACAAAGCAACTGCTCCTACTCAGAATAAGAAAGCGGCTTTCCGACCGAAGAAATATTTTGTTTTGCCTTAGCTGCTTATGGTGCTGCTTTCCCAACAATACCAACTTCAACTTCAATCTAACAATTACCAACTGCTTACCCTCGGTAAATTAATTAGTCAGAAGTCTTATTTGGAAACGCTTGGCCTACTTCAACAACAGCTTACCTCCCTCTTTTTCTCGCGGGAGCGATGGTTACTATTAGGCTAGCCAAAACCTTAATTATGAGTGGAATTTTTATTGATAGAAATTGAGAGTCAAGAAATAAACAAAAGTGTGAAGAAGCAAGTGCAGCCGGTACCGGTACATAAGTGGTAGCAGTGGCAGCCTAACCACAACTATAAAGGAACCACTTTTTCACAAAGAAAGGCACTCGGGTAAATGTAATTTAAAATATTTCCCTGGGCACCAATGTACTAACACGGCTATCCATATGATATAAGGGCAAGAAAAGGAGGAAGTGGAATTGAGTGAAGAAGAGTCTGAAGTAGAAGCGGAGGCGCCTAACACCCCCTTTATTATAAGCGCGAAAGCAGAAGAGTGAAGGAAAGAGGCGAGATGGGAAGCTCTTTGCTGAATGGAAAGATCCTTGTCTTGGTATATGGGCCGAGGACAAAGGATGGTCACCGTACACCTAAGATCCTGAATGACGTTCAGGCCAAGATTAAGAGTCGGGATTCATAGGCTTAATACATCTATTCACAAGCTTCTTTAGGAAAGACATGTCCTTCACTGCCCACTAGTGCAGAACTAGCTTTTGTGGCAAGAGGGGAGGACAAAGCATCTGTTTTCTCGGAACTTCCTTCCTATTACTCCTTATAACTCTTCCTTTTCGCTGAACAAGCAGTCCTTTCTGCTAGCCCTAGGGCAGTATACATTCCTGCTCTTACCTACCTTAATACAAATATATACTTGCATTTGCTTGCCTGCTTGTCAGAACTTACTATCCTATTTGTTCAAGTCAATAACTAGGGTCCCATCATGCCCTGATTGCTGAGGCTGTAAGACCTATTCCATAATAAGCTTTTTTACGCAAGCAGCATCTAAAGAAGAAACTGAGTAGCTACCTTCTAGTCGTGCCAACCTATTCACGCGAAAGAAGTACCGGATGCAAAGTATATATAAAGTGGGGCTGCTGGCTGTGTGGCCTCTTTCAAACTCTATTACTGAAGCTGGGACTGGACATTCTGGGGCTGGCTCACCGGCTGAACTTAACTATCTCAGGTGGGGTAGAGGAAACTAGGTCTTATCTTTATAGCTTGGCTCTAGCTACTGTACAAAGAAGACATGCTGTAGCTTTTTCTTTCGGTAGCAGATTGAGCTTGTCCGGCTGGAACTTTCTAAGGATTCGTTACACTAGCACCGGGAGCAACATGCCTAGAAGAAGAAGCTTTTTCGGAGCTGCTAAAGAATACATTGGATCGGCTCTTCCAACCAACTATTCACTAGCTGAAAGGTGGCCTTATGGTCCTTATTCTCCAGTATCTTCTCTTTTTGGACTTGCTCGCCTTGAAGAATAATCTTTTCTATCTTGCTTCGGTGTATTCTTATCGAATTGAAACGCAGGCAAATCAGTGCAGCCACAGTCATTTTTGCAAGACCATCGATATAGGGTACAAACTCAATACACTAACTACAATGGAAATAGAAAACACACTCTATTTGCTATATATGATAAAGCTCGCAACAAAGCATGACCCAGCAAGTCTCAGTCACCCTACTCAATATGATCCCACAATCAGTCTATACTTGACTTCCTGCTTTTCCTGCCCAGGTAGGTGCGTAAAGAAATCCTCAGACCTTTCTAACAGACTGAAATATATTATCACACTAGCCGCCTTACTAGCTGACCTCGCTACTGGCTCGCTTCATCCAACAAGCAACGGCTTTATAAAGCTCAATCCGTTACTTGTTCGAAAAGGCGATTGAAGTATTTAGGGACTTCTAATGCATTGTTTCACCACCTCAACTCCATTATTTACTGTTCATGCTAACAAGGGCCCAGCTTCACTATGTTTCGCATTACGGCGATCTACTTTAGAGATCCTTAGAAGCGGAGCCTCCACTATGGGATCCTAGGACGGGGAACAAGGAAAGCGTAAGGAATGCGTGCGCAGTTATTTCGAGGGTATACTTTCTGTGGCTGGCTTTACGGCTGGTTGGTCAAGTTGGATGTTGTGTAGGACAGGTCAAGTTCGAGTCTAGTCAGGGTTTTAGTTTGGTCAAGTCCAGGTCAGCTCATGTTCATGTTGATCAGGGTTTTACGGGTTGGATTTTAGCTCATTTTCTATCAGAAAAACATGCTAGGCAAAAGTCATATGGGTATTCCGGACTATTAGGAAAGAACGGCCAATTTGGTTTGATAGAGAGCAACTTATACTGACGATGACTTCAATTTGCAAAACAGGGACTCCGCTGCATATAGCAGCGAAGGAAAGGAGCAAAGAGGCCATAAAGTTCTTTATATAAAACGGTGCGTTTCTACCTCCCGACATGGAGGATCACCGCTTCAACCCGCCCCTGCAACACTACTGCCCCGGCCTCGAATGGGCCTACGACATCAAGCGCATCCTTGAAAAGAGCTGCCACCTCTCCACCAATACGGAGACCTCTCACAGCTCCGACACCTGAGAAGAACGGATTTCTCTCCTCTATGCAAATTTCTATTCTAGTGCTACTCCCTGGATGGTTTTGAGAATGCTTTGTTTTGAATCAAGTTACTGTGTCGACTTTCGAGGAATCTAGTATGTGCTAATTATGTAGTGTCTTGATTTGCATTTCATTTTTTTCGTAGTAAATAGTGTCTTTTCTTTTGCGAAGTGGAATCAGCGCTTTGGGGATCATTTTGGATTGAGAAAGCTCCGGCCCAATGTGCTCTACATTAAGTGCCTTGCTTTCTCGCTCGTAACGTTAGTAGTTACTCGCTGGGTGGTAGAGCCGGTAACCCGATTCGCCTAAGAGCAAAATGGTCTTCCGTTTCGTTTGCTTCGCTTCATATAAATAGTGAGTTTCAAAGGAAAACGCTAGATTATGAACACGCACAGGATCGTTTGGTTATTGAATGCCAAATAAGGCTTGATTTGGATGCATTGCGGGCTAGTTCTGTTTTGTTAAGGAATCAACTAAGAAATCAGTGTGTTTCAAGTATAATGAAATAAAAGCGTGAAAAGAAAAAAGAAAGGTTTTATTATGTTAGAAGGAGCAAAATTAATAGGTGCCGGAGCAGCTACAATTGCTTTAGCGGGGGCTGCTGTGGGAATTGGTAACGTTTTCAGTTCCCTAATTCATTCCGTGGCCCGAAATCCATCATTGGCAAAACAATTATTTGGGTATGCCATTTTGGGCTTCGCTCTCACCGAAGCAATTGCACTGTTCGCACTCATGATGGGCTTTTTAATTCTATTCGTTTTCTAACAATTCTTTTCTGCAAAAAAATAATTCTTTGGTGTGTGTAGTTTCTCTGTCTTCCTGGGAAGGAAAATAGAGAGTACGAGGCTCCCCGAGCGACGGGGGGAGGAAAGAAGAGTGGGTATGTGGGCTTCTTTCACTCCATTTTGGGGACAATGGTGAGAGTTCTGGTGCGGTGTCGCCTTTAGTGTTTAGAATAGTAGAAAGAGGAGGAGAAAGAGATCCATCCTCAGGCCATGGACACGCAAGACAGGCAGGATATTTTCCACAATAGGCTCGTGAGGGTAAGTAAGGCAGGAAGGTTGCGAAGAGGGAAGGAGTAGTGGCATCCATGATTCTTCAATCCAGGTCAAACTTCACCTATCTTGCAATCTTTTCTTTATTCCCACATGCTTTGATCAAGTGAGTAGCAGGGTACAACGTTCTATTTCGACCTTGTGTTTTATGACACTTGAACTTACACGGAGGAAGAGTGAGTGCTTTTATTAAATTCTTACTCATTTTTTGTTGACTCATGTATGGAGTAGTCAAAACAAAGAAGAAGAAGAAAGGATGAAATTGGAACTGCATCATTCCATGTTTTTTCTTCGGGTCGATCTGCTTTCTGGACTTGACTAAATAAAAAGCACCGTGCGTGTCTTCAGAATTTTGAATTCAATGTTATGGGCCTCGGAGATTACACAAAAGAAAGAGGCTTTTTGAGCCTCCCGTATCCTCTCTTACGAAGAACCAAAGGGCGGCAAATCCATAGAAAAAGCCAAAATGCTCCTATCTCCCGCGGTCTAATTCCAACCACTGTCCCCTCCCGCGCCACTTATCCCCCAGATCCATAGTCAAGTGTTGTCACAGATCCTCCCGTGAACAAAAGGGAATCTAGAAAAAAATTTACATGAGAGAGGCAGAATAAGCGGCGCAGTTGGTGCTCGAGTTGTAGTCAAAGCAGTAGCAATTGTCACTTCGTGCCTCACTTTTGGTGAAAGCTTTCCTGCAATTCTTTACTTTTTTTAGAAGGTAGTAGTGGGAGTAGCAGCAGTAATGCTAGGCGCGTCCTTCGGCCCTTTTCTTTCTTCTCGGCAAAAGATCTTTCTCTTGCCCTTGTTGGTGCTTTAGTCCGGTGGTAAGAAACTGGAAGAGAAAGTAGCTGCCATTGCGCCTTCAATCAGTGGAGGTTGCGGTGGTATCCTTTTTGAGTTTCCCAACGCAGTCAAGTGCTTCCTCTTCAATCTATACCAATTTACCTACCTTCAATCCTATTCTTCATTTGCACTAAAGCGTAAGTATCGGTTTATCTATACACGACCAAGGCAGCAACACAGAACTTCTCTATAGATTTCTCTTCTTATCGAGGTAGTTTTTTTTAGTCCAGTTTGAAAGATCGATCTCTTCTTTCCCCCACTTCATTTCCACTTTCCCCTACAGGACAAGTAAAGGAGGGAGTGGTGCAGCGGGCTTTGGGCTCCCTAGGTGTCTTTTACATCTAAGTTCAGTCCGAATTTGCGGAGCCAAGCCTCATCACTCCAACAAATAAAGAATGTCGTGACAAGCTCTCGAATTTGGTATATACAGAAAAGAAGAATAAATAAAGGCGCTACGCTCTTGGTTCAGTGAGTAACTACTAACGTATAGAGTGGAAAAGAGTAGTTACTCACTGAGTGAAAAAGGCCATCACCCAATTTCCAACTTTGCCTCTCCTGACCGAAAGGAAAGTCTATACCTCCCATTGCTACTTTACTTGACCGTCAATGTCTATAAGCTATTCCACGCACATTTTTTGCTACTTATCACACATCCCTATTCCATGTTTACTCACTTGTTTTTCGACCACTATTCCTATAATTTTTATTATATTTTTCTTTATACATACTCAACCAGTCCCACATATCCCGGTGCTTAATGACCTTGCGAGTTTCCTATACTTCTATCTATCAACTACCCTGCAATCCAAAAACCCATCCTGTGTCAACAACTACCTGACATGCATACCTTACTTGCTTACCCATGCACATAAGTTACTACTTACCTCGCCCACTGATACATACTTCTCCATGGTGATTGACCCGTTACGCATCTCCTGTAAGCAGCCCTAAACCTTGACTCAACGCTAGAAACCCCTGACTCGGGGCCTATTTCTGCTATCTGTGAGTTAAGAATACCTTTTTACTGAACTAGCTAGTGCCTATAAACTTATACCCACATATTATCTACTGATTACTACTACGGTGCCGTCTATTCAAAGCCAAATAGAATACAGGAGTTCTGCTGCCTATATTCCAAGCTAAGAGAACAATGCCTATCTAGGTCTTTTACGCATAAACCGGTGACTGCCTACTTGGTTACGTATTATACAAACTTCCATGCTTTTTACTTTCCATTTTGTAAAAAAAAACACACCTAGCTATTCCTAACAAGCCTATCTCATGCCAACAACTACTTAAATAGCATTTTGTCGATTCCAAAATACTACTGGAGCTGCTATGGCCTACTCTACAAAAAGGATTTCGCCCTAGGGCTTATCACTTGTTTACCCATGCCACTTGCCTGCTTTTTCTAGTCCTTTACTTGCTTGGCTATTCTAAGACTACTTCTATACCTCACCCCCCGGTAAAATTTCCTATATGAATAAAATCGGGGTCAGGAGACCCAGCAAGTAAGGAAAAGTGCGTCCATCCAATAAAAAAAAACCTGCCCGCCTCCTAGTAGTTCATGCCATCAATCCTAATCTAATAGGCTTCGCTCCTCCTCATCTATAAAGGAGCACCTTTCCTTGATCCAATAAAGCCTTCTTGCTCATATGCCTATTATTCTCATACGAAAAAGCTCGTCGAACTTAATATATATGACCTAGCTTCCTTCAACTCCACTTTTCAGTCTTGTACGCGGGAAAGACTAATTTAGATGATAGTACTACCTATTTGCAGTGCAGAGAAAGCATACTTCTTGATTCAATGGGTTCTCGAGATTGGTTAGCAGCTTGTGGAATTAGACAAATTTCTTCTGCTTTTTCGAATCTAGCTTCAAACTGGACTTAGCTTACTTAGTTAGGTTGTTGGCTTGTGGAGGGCTTTCACCTCTTTAACAGGAATTTAATATATCCCAGGTCTTCCCTTCATAGCTGCGCTTACTCTACTGCTCGCATACTCTGGTTATTATTACCGGCCTATACTGAGTCCACTATTTAGTGTGATGCGTTTCAGCTTGGCAAACATTATTGATCTTCCTTTCCATCTCGAGTCAATAAAATCCGTGTTGCTCCCTTCGATCTCGTAGATTCTGATGTGCGGGGGCCGAGTGTTTCAACGTGGATTGATGTATAATAGAGAATTGGTTCCATCGAGGTTGATAGAGGATTTACTGACAGCGCACTCGTGTCAAGCATTCCACCCCTTTCCCTGCTCGCGGCAAGGGCAAGCCCGCCCACGCTGAAGTCCTGCAACTCCACTTTCTCAGTCTGACTCATTGAGATGATAGTACTCTTTTTAGTGCTTCAAATGCTTCTTCTGCCTTATTTATTAAATGAACCCCATTGTTATTCAAGAGATCAGTTAGAGGTTTACTGATCACGCCATAGTTTATCACAAACCTCCTATAGTAACCAGTGAGTCCTAGGAATCCTCTTAGCTCTCTGATTGTCTGCGGCCTGGGCCATTGCACCATTGCCTCCACCTTACTTGCATCGGTAGCCACTCTATGTTTAGAGATGATATGGCCCAAATACTCCACTTTGTCCATACTATTTTCTAGTGTACTCTCGGATCAGTAGACCTGGTAGTTCATCAGGGGAGAGGGGGTTTATAATTCCTGAACCACTACGTCCGTCGCAGCTCTAGGAGTTCAAGTGACAGTAGAATTCTTCACAATGAGCAATTTTTATGTCTCGACTTGTTCCGATGTAAAAACCCCGTCCTAGCAAAAGTCACGTCTCTAAGCCTCCAGTCTCTAAGCTTGTACTCAGCGTCTCGATCGAGTTAAACCTATTGGAAAGTACAACTGGTAGTCGCCCGTAAAAGTATCATTTTGAGCAGATCCTGGCGCCCCGATGTCCCGACAATAGTTGGTTCACGTCGTTTCAGCAGACACTCATCCTTAGACCGTTAAGACGTAAGGCCCTGCCGGAAGATCAACTTACTAATGCAGCTACTGATTTGGCCCTCATACAGTTGAGTTCAAGATTATCTTCTTGCTTCTATGAAACTCTGTTTCGTTTGACGACAATGAATGGTTGAAGTACATCTCCTGATGTTCAATACAAATTGGTTCAAGGGCGTAGCATAACAAGGGTGAAGATAGAAAGAAGACTTCGAAAAGCAATTTCCAAGAGCACTCCTTCCCTGTATGGTCTGGAATTGAAGAACCTCGTAAGTAAATAGTGTAGCTGCTGAAAATGCACTATTGCGCCTGGACGTATTAAGCTCTTTTGCTTGTTGAAATCTATGAGTTAAGGAACGAACGCTATATGCTTAAAAAAGAGCAATAAAGCCAAGAATGTTAATGGGTCAAGGCAGAACAAAAGAAATACTTTTCTACGATCTTCCATACGAATCCGGTGGCGGGTCAGAGTGAAGACGTCGAAGCTTAGTAAGGAGATTGAAATCGATTTAGCATCCTTAGAAGTGCATTTGATGAGAGTAGAAACTTCTTCATCGTTAATACCGAGTTGAGAACTTAGACAAATAGCGCACGCGCTCGTCAACATCCCTAGAAGAATTCTTGCCGAGTATCCCACTCTCGAAGATGAGGACCTTTACCTCCGCCGGATCGCCTACTTGCTTACTCCGAAAGGGCTTGTTTTCTGTCTCTTATCCATATATTGATTTGACTCACCTTAGGGAAGTATGACTTTCGTCGATAGGGGAATCGTGCTTTTGCTGGATTGGTAGCCTGCCTATTAAGGGCGTAGCTCGATTGCATTACTTGTCTCGTACGGGGAATCCCGCTTTTTTCATTCCTTGGATTCTTTCTCTGGATTGCTAGTCCGTGTCAGTGTAGCTCCGCCATCTATAGTAGCAGCAACATCTAGAACACAATTTCCTTCATTCAGTGTGTACTACTTCCGTATCTATCTGTGTTTGAGTAGCAGCTGTACCATCTCTGGCTGTACCTTGTTATAGGAGTTAGTTTTCAGTAGGAAAGCTTGAATGTAAGAATAGAGAGGCAGTTCATCGAATCGGTTCTATTGGATAAGGAATTGTATTGTTATCTATGGCAAGCAGATCTTCTTTCTTTGTATGGAGATCGGAGAGTATTCATTCCTTCTTTCATAGGTTTGTTGTCTTGGTTTGTTCGCTCTTACCTTAAGTTCTGTCATTCCTTATCAAAGGAGTTGGGTTGTCTCATCTTTGGTATTACTGCTGTAGTTGGGTTCCCCCTTTGTATCCAGGGTTTCCGCACGAAGGTTTTCTATGGTTTACTGGTCTCTGTGTCATCATTGCGCTTCTTCCTTGTCTTTATTGTTATCTTTAATAGTCTTGTTATCCGTAATAGCAGTGTGTGTTTCTTTGTGGTATCCTTGGTTCTTTTTAGGAGTCATAGCAGTGTGTCTTCATTCCTTGGTATGTATAGCATTGTTTCTTCTCTCGGTATAGCATGTACTTATAGGATTTAATATCCTAGTTAATTCCTCCGAGCATATGTATGTAAGTGGATTACAGCTCTTCCTTGTAGTTCATCAGTCAAACAATGCTCCCCTCCTTTGTTTAGTGACGCTGCTCGCTGACCCAGCTTTCTTTCTAAATCCCAAGAAAAGTTTAGCTATACCTAACTCACCTTTCATTCATGCTTTTATTTCTTTACGAGTTAATTGCTTTTTTTTACCTTTTTTCTCAGTTCCTTCACTTGATTTGCTATCGTTACTAGATTGACTTTGGCTACTTGGCTTAGGACCACTCTCCTTTGCTCTGCACTCTTCAAACAAAGTTCAACAAATCCAATCTCTTCATTTTTGCTAATTACTTCCTCAAATTCCCGGACTTCTGCGACCAGTGAGTAACTACGGCATGTTACGCTTTGTAGAGATACACGTTAGTAGTGTATCTCTCCAAAGAACGGCCTCAATTACAGGTTCTCAAATGATCTGGCCACAACCCCGGAGAACTTCTACATTCATTTTTATGGCCTCACTAAAGAAATCACCAACTGGGCAAGGAACAGATCTTCCTCATTGAACAACCAATTAAACGCAATCACAGACTACCTTGGTTGGTGCGACCTAATGATGGAATCAAGGAGACTCACGGAATTGGAATTGCTAATTCGAGCGGGGAAGATTCACCGAATTCTCCCTATTCGAGGAAAAAAAAAGAAAACAGAGTTTCGGGGCATAGTGCAAATATAACTATGTAGCATAAATCCATAACACGGGCAGCCACAAAGATAGTAAACAAGAGTTCAAGAACCAGATACTCCACAGCCATACACACTACCACAGAGCCAAACTGTGACCATCTATAAAGGCCGCAGGATGAGCTTGAAGGGCAACTATTATCCCCTTCTCACCCCCTTTAGTATGATTAAGCCCCCTTCCTTGGAAAGCCGACCTGGGCTCTTTCTATGATAGACATGGGGTATACTTTCGTTGGAAAAGGCTTTTCCAACTGGACCCGCATTCGCTTAGGAAGAAGTGCTTGGCTGAGAACGTAGATTCCTAAGCAAGAAAGTCAGATAGGCCGCCTTTTTTGTTCGTAACTACTAATGTGTAGAACAGCAAGAGCTGCTATAAGATTTAAAGACAAGGTAGAAGGCTGCAAACAAGCTCGTAGTCTATGAGGTTTTAGCAGTCAAAGTGGAAATTGCTCTCTCCTTTACGAACCAGCTTTGGTGCTTTTCGAGTTTGTTGTTATCAAATTGTAATCCAATAATAAGAGGATGGTTGCCGTACCAGGAGTTTAATTACCCGCTTGCTTTCTTGTTATCAGAAATAAGGCTTGTTGCTAGCATGTAGTTTCCCATGTATTAGGGAGGCAGCTAGAAGATTAAAAGTTATAAGTTCAGCTGGCAATTGCAGTAGCTGTTTCCGCAGTTTAACTCTCCGTGTGCAGTCTCGTTTCTCTTAGGCTTTAAGCAGTTAAAGTAAGGTCTCATTCTAGTTAGAAGTTCGATTTGCTCTTCGAAGAATACAAGGAGATTAAGAGGCATAAGCTAAGATTTTGGCTGTAGTTTACACCGTCTTACCAATTTACTATGTATTACCCAGTAGTAAGCCAAGAAGCAGAATCAAAGCCAGCTGCCCAGCTATCAAATTGCAATTAAGTTCTCGTATCGATACTTGCTTTGTAGTTTACATACTATTAGATAGAAGCCGTACCAGCAGTAGCAGTATTAGAAGCGTATTCAAAGTCAGTAACAAGAATGCAGAGCAAGAAGAAAGAATACAATGCCGTTATTTAAAGCCGTAAGCTATTGCCTTTTACCAAGTAAGATAGAAAGAAGAGTTAAAGTAAGCAAATCGGCCTTTCCTTTAAGGAGTATTAGGCGGGCTTGCTTTATAGTATTGGGCTTGCTTAGCAGTTTAATTACCGCTTTGAACTCTCTTTCTCAGCAAGAAGAATAAAAGTAAGGTTGCAACTCATAAATAAGTTTGCTTGTAGTAAGCAGACGAGTAAGCAAATAAGGTTTGACAGCCGCTCTGTCGTTTCTACAGTTTTATTTGTAGTTTGCAGTTTGACCTTCTCTAGTTATAGTTCTTTCTGAAAAGCCTATCTTTCGTAAAAATACTCTTAGAAATTACTACCTCTCGTATTAGTAGAGCAGCTATCATAATTGCAGTACAATATAAGACTCGAAAGGAAGAAGTAAGAATTGGACTCCTAAAGAAGAATTCTAGCCGTGATGCCCTATCTACGTCTGAGCTCAGGCTCCATAGCAACTATCCGATTGTAAGTGGATTAGAGGCATAAGAGTACGATAGAGGAATCAAAAGAAACCTTTAGCAATAGAAAGAAGGGACAAATAACCATACAAAACAAGTAAATAAGTCCTATCAATTGTATTAATAAGTAGTATCCGTAGTGCTTTACAAAGCCAGCAAGGAAGACTGAAAGTCGATTATCAGAATACCAGCTAGTTTATTAAGAGGCATAAATGAGATTGGCAGTAGAGTATTCGCTTCGAGAGAGAGCGGTAGTAGTAATCGCAGTTAGCAGATATCAAGTCAGTGAATACGGGTTTTCGTGAGGCAGTTGTTTCCATAGCTCAAGGAAGTTGTGAACTCTCGTTTTCGCTTATAAATCTTCGTATTCGAGCTGTTTTTTTCTAGTTTTAATTGTAGGCTTGATTGCTCGGTTACGTGGTATTAATTGAAGTTCGCGAGGCAGGTTGAAAGTGTAAAATAAGGCTAGTTCCTTCTTGTCGTCTACATACTTTTATCAGTGAGAGTAAGAATGCGAGTCAGATAGTTGAATTGCAGTTATAAGATTTGAAGCTTTGGTTGAAGATTTAGTATGCGTTTCCGGAGTAGTAGTTTCATCTGTTTTAGCAAGAAGAGCTGCAAGCCGTGATGCCATTTCGATGGTATTAGGAAGTAGCCGAGCAGTAGTTTCTTATGTATTACCCAGCAGTGTTAGTTTCGATAGTGTATTGAGTTCTCGTATCGGCCTATGAAGTTTTAGCAGTTCAAGTTAAGCTTGTGCAAGTTTTCCCTAGTTTGACTTAGTGCTTATAGGATTTCAAGCCATGAATAAGAGTCGTAAGCTGCGTGAATTGAGTAGTAGTATCGGCTTTTGCATTCGAGTTTGTAGCTTTAGTTGCCGGGCCTTGTTAATTTCAGTTTGAAAGTCCGCTTTTCGTATCAATCATATCAGTTAGAAGTTTAAAAGGAAGTAGTGAGATTGGAAATTAAGTAGGCTTGGTACAAGAATTGAAGTAAGGAATAAGATTAGTGGTTTGTAGTTGCCGGGAGTTGAATTGCAGTTATCAGTTTGAAAAACCAGTCAAAGATAGAATTGCTTTCTCGTATCATACTTGCTTAGGCGTTTCCTATCTAAAGTATTAGTAGCTCCTCTATCAGATTGCTTGTGCTCGCCTCGAGAGTGCTTTGAATTCCTAATTGCGGTTATCAGACTTAAAAGCCATGATTGAAGAACGCAAGGCAAAGCCATCGTATCCAGACTTTAATTACTGCTTTGAATTCTTAATTGCGGATATGAGATAGAAAGCCAGATAGAACAGTTCAAGCCGGATATCAAACTGCAAGTCGCAGTTGTCGTATCAGAAGGTCTCTCAGGAGTTGTCGTTTCACTGGTATTAGATGGAAGATAGCAAGACAGATATGAGTTAGAAGGCGCCATCTATTAGCTTTATTAGTCGATACCAGATTGGGAGATAGAAATAAGATGCTAAGTTAGCAGGTTGAAAGCCATAAATCAGTTATCGATCCTTCCTTTCGTATATTGCCCTTTTACCCAGATAGAATTGAGTTGGCAAGCTTTTTACCCGAGTTAAGGTTGTATGCGAGGCTCCTACTTCTCTATGCCGTTTATAAGCGGCTGGAAATAAGACTCCAAGTTGGCTGTTAGTTTGAAGAGCAGCTTCTCGTAAGCCATGTAGTTTATACTGACCAAGGAGTAAGTGCAGCTAGAGTTTCCCTTGTCTTAGCAAGATAGGCTCGTACCCATTCTTTCTATCGGCTAGAAGCTTTGTTGCTTGACTTGGCGCCTCGATAGCATTAATTATGTATGGTCCTTCATTCTTTTTACCAGCTAGCAGTTTCAAAGTCGGAGTTAAGAATACCAGATTGTAGTTTACCGGCTCGTATCTACTGTATGGAGCTTGGCGTACCCGGTTTGGAGTCCGATAGAAGAACTCCACTCGATTATAGGAATAAAGGTCAGCTATCCGGTTTAAAGTTAATAAGTAGTAAGCTTGCTTAGCAGATTGATTTCATGCTTATAGCTTTTATGTTCAGTAGCTTGGAGCGCGGTAACAAATAAGAATTCTAGTCGTAAGCTGATATGTAGTTTCTATACTTAACCCAAGGGGTTATCTCGTATACAGATTAAGAGATAGAAGAAATAGAGGAAGCGAATCAGAGTTGCTATTACCTAGAGTATTAGGAAAGACAGTAATAAGATAAGTTGCTTGCTATAAGACTTGAAGGCAGGTAATAAGATTTAAAGATAGATATCAGGTTGCAAGTAGTGCTTGCTCGCTTCAAGAGTGTTATCATAAAAAGTAGTAAAAGAAAGATTTTAAGATTTCCTAGGAGTTTACCGGCTTGCCTAGCAGTTTGATTTGGTGCTACCCATCTTCTAAGTCGAGCTGTTGTTTCGGCCGACCCATCGTATACAGACTATTAGGAGCTCACATAAGAGTTGAAAGCAGTAAGTGCAGCTAGGAGTTTTAGGGTCAGCTGCCACAGATAGAAGATTCAGAGTAAGGAATACGGGTTCTGGCAGGTAGTATCTCTTTGATCTTTAGTTTACATACTATTAGCAGGTCAAGTAAGAGTTTAATTCGCCTATCAGTTTGTAAGTGGATTAGAAGATTTCCGCTATTTACTTGTTGTTTATAGCCTTTTCCCAAGTAAGATAGAAGAGTTACAGTTAGCAGGTCAGGTTTAAGCGCAGCTAGCAGTATTAATAGACGCTTATAAGAATACAAACAATGAAAGGAGATTGTAAGCCAGCTCTAAGATCCAAACAAGCTAGAAGATTAGTTGCCCCGACCTCTCTCTGTTGGCTATAAGAATTTAAATTCGATATGAGAATTGAAGTGACAAGTAAGAGATAAGGTTTGCTGTGAGTAAGTAGTTTATAGGAGGCTCGGTAGTTTATACAGTTTGAGCTAAGAAGATTAAAAGTCAGTCAGCCATAAGATTAAAAGGGGGATATGAGTTAGACGTAAATCAGCTTGCAAGCTTGATATGTATGTTGCTTCGAGACTTTTAGCAGTAACAGTAAGTAAGTGATAGTTGCTTATAAGAATGCAACTAGGAAGTAAGATTCAAAGCCAGTTCTAAGAATGCAAGGCAAAGCCGACCCGTAGTTTATGTATCGCCTTGTTATATTATCTCTGTTGTATAAGTAGTACTCGCAAGACAGATTGGAAGTAAAAAATAAGCTTTTCGAAGTTAGCTGTCAGAATGCGAAGTACAAAGATAGAGTCCAAGGCTCGCTTTTCGTTTACATACTTTTACCAAGATAGAATTGGCAGTTCTAAGAGAGAATGGACTTGTCGTATCGATACTTTAATTACCACTTCTAATTCTTGTTATCGGGTATCAGATTTCGAGTTTCACTTGGGGTTTCCGTAGTTTGAGCAAGCCAGTTAGAAGTAGTAGTTTGTAGTGCTTTAGAAGATTGTAAGCCTAGGCCGGGTCAGCTTCAACTCAATTAGAAGATTCCCAGTTAGCTTACGAGTTTCCATGGTATTAATTCGATAGTGGAGCTCTCTATGCCGTTTAGAAGAATTGGACTCACTTATAGGATTGCAAGCTGACTTCTAGTGCTAAGGTTGAAAGCAGTGACTCTTCTTGGCGCATCAGTTGTTAATTCTCTTTCTCAGCTATAGACTTTTCGTTTCCTTCCTTGGTATTAATAAGTAGGCTATTATAGTTTGAAAGCGGGAAATAAGAATATGAGGCAAGGAATAACTTTAGGCTGTCGTTGTTTTATATAAAGTATTAGAAGTCACAGGAGGAACACAAGAAATACAAGTAAGATATAAGACTCGTAGTATTGGTTTTCCAGTAGCAAGTGCCGAAAGAAGAATGCCTGCGATATTGCATTCTTCCTTGAGCTGCTACTACTCCTGATAGCAACAAGTAATAGTACGGAAATGAGAAGTAAATTCAAACCTTATATCTTGTAGCTTACTTCTGATAGCAAGAATGGAAATAAGCAATGAAATCTTATAACTGAAAGCAAGAATTGTGTAGCCACTGATACGACCTGGTAACCGACAGCAACAATTTCTTACTTTCATTCTGCCTTTGACTGCTAAAACACGGCCATGAACTAAGATATATAAGGAAATTCAAGTAATTAACTGGAACAAAGCGAGTAATGCTCAGGTCCAATATTCGGAAATGTTCTAACAATGAAATCCATTTGTAGGTAAATACACGCACGCAAGCCAATCTATTCTCTTCGTTCAATTGGTAAATGCAAGTCAATCTATTCCCTACGATTCTACACCTTTACTGTGCTTACTCATGAAGATTGCACTTCTTTGACAGATGCCCTTCCTCCCATCTTTTTCAGAGTTTTTCCTTGTAGGGCCGCCAGGAAGAGCGATCTCCTCTCACCCGTTTTCCACTTTGTGTGTTCCAGGTAAAGGTCATGGAATTGCTGTAGCAAGGGAAAGTGGGCCGTTATCCTCCTTAACGGATATTGATTCCCCGGTGCCTTGTACTGAGCACCGGTATTAGGATAAGTCTTGTTCACAAAAGTCTCGTGGAGATTTTGTGTTTTTTGTAGTTGAAGTTGCGTAAGGAATATTGCCCATGTTTCATTACTATTGTGGAGAAATACCCACAGCCGCATGGTTTCCTTGTTTTTTGTTGCAAGGTCGAACCAAGGCCGCCAAATTTAAACAGCATGCATACTAGACTCCAGGAGATTAGACAGTGCCCACCTTCTATCAAAGTCAGTTTTTGGGTATGTGTGTGAGTCGGATTTATAGCTACTTTCTTCAGTGTGTACAACTATCTTCTGTTTGTAGTAGGCAATTTGTACCCGAAAGTGCATGGATTATAAAAGAAATCCTTGTCTGACTACTTCTTGCCTGGTTCTTGCTAGTCTATCTCACTTTCTATATAATATTTTATATCCCCTATCGCAAAAGGAAGGAAATAAGGTATGTCAGTTTCAAACAAGACCAAGGCAGTGAGTAAAAGGAAAAAGCTGGTATAGGAAGATTGGCGCTTTTCCCAGGAAGTCAAAGGGAAGGAAAGGCCTGTGTTTTACATAGCAGACTTGGTAGGTCTAACCGACCCCGAACGAGCTTCTTTTATTGGAACGAGTCTATACAGCTTATTAGACGACAAAGCTGCTTGCTTATCGGCTGTTGTAACCATTGAATCAGATTAGCTACGATCAATGAGAATCTAGTAGTATAGCTGCAGACAACAAAGTAGCTGTAACGTGAACTGCGCTGTGCTCATCAAAGTGTAGGAATTACCGTGCTGAATGATAAAATCCCATTCCCATTTAATTTGTGAGGCAAAACCTCCCTACTTTAAGGCGCAAGAGAATAGGACTGGTGGGAAGAACAGGTTTAGTCCCTTGGAATTTTTTTTTTCCTTAGGATGGTGTGTGGAGGTGCCTGTTAGTCCAGTCAATGCTGAGCCGTACAGTGTGTAATAGGGTAAGGGTTTTTCTGGTATGCGGAATAAAGGGATGATAAGGAACTAAGCAGGGAAGAGCTCTCCTTTCTTTGAAGTACTCTAACAGTGGAAGCAAGTAAAGCAATATGACACTGGCTGAGCTGAAGAACAAGTTTCTAGCTGGTGCCAGTTGCTATCAAGAGTGTGCAGATTAGCATCAAGTTGCAACTTATACTCCACAGCCCCAGTGTAAGAATGCTTTTTCTTACCTGGTATGGATTCTGTTCTCAATGCATTTCCCTTTATCCAGCCGAAGTGGAACTTAGTTCAATATTGTATACTTTCAACAAGAACGTAAGTGTGCCGTAGTAAGAATGCCCTTTCTTTAAAGGTAAGTAAGTGAAACCAAGTGAAAGAGATCGGGCCTTGTTCCACAGCTCCTCCCTTATCGCTTTCTTCTCTTCTAGATAATTAATAAGCTGCCTGTTCCCTTTTTAACTATATGCTATACTCTCACAATGGTAAGAAGCTTTGGTTGTAACGGATTAGTGCTCTTTGTGGATAAAAGGTCTGCTTGTCTCTGTATGCTTTTCTTGAAAGAAAGTATGATTCCCCGTGACAAAAGGCATACTTGTTAATTTCGCTCTAGAGACTGTTTTCTTCTCATCAAGAAAGGGGGAAACCACGTAAAAAAGGCATACTTATGGATTTCGCTCGGCAAGCCTAGAACCAGATAGACCTAAAGTAGGATTCCCCTATGTGCTAAAGCTCATAAACGCAGAAAAGGAAGAAGCGTATTGGTTCTTTCTTAAGTAGAGCATAGGAATTGGTAGAGTAATTAGTATGAAAGTAATAAGTAGGTTAGGCGGCTGCGCGGTGTGAAAAAAGTGCATTTCATACTATCATATATAGTAATTTTTTTATTTTAGTCATGTTAGCATTGATGGATCAAAGAAACTATAGATCCAACAAGCGTCATGTTAGGTATTTGCTTAGAGGAATGCGTTGTTCCAGCGCCTCGAGAGCGAAACCTACTTTCGGAAAAGTGGTTAGCTTAACACGACCATTTTACGGCCATTGATCATGGACTTGCTTCTTTCAAAAAAAGAGTCAATCGGGTGGCAGAGTATTCATTCGGTGACTGAGTTCAAATGCGTGAGGCTTTATTTGGCTTTGCTTGATCAACAACTGAGAGGGCGTAACCTTCTCCTTAGGAACCATAGAAGAGAAGAAAAAGAATGACTAATTCAATAAAAAAAGTAAAAGAACGCTGCGCCGTTAGCTCCTCTAGGTGAACAAGATGTTAACGTTATGATCAGTCAAAGCTCACCAAAAGCGAAATTCTTTATATCACTAGTAGCATCAAATGATCAACCTATAGAGGAAAAAGACAAACTATTCGAGAAAGTTGGATCGATGTTCATATGCTCACGCGTTGTCATAGCTGAAGAGCTAACTTCCAGTGATACTATTTATCACACTCTTATTTCTCTTGCTTCACCTCTACAATGGAGAAACGTTGATGCTACCTTTCGTAAATCATTCCCATCGTGTAATGTTGTTCCAATAAAATCATTCTTTAGAGCAGTAAAATACATGATATCGGTTGACCCTGTACCATTATTCTGGAATTATTCTCAAAATAAAGCTATGAAAATGATGGAATTGATGCGACGTAAAGATAAATATGTTCATCTCGACATACCAGATTCAGGTGATCTAACCAAAGGTCCACCAAGTAAAATGAATTAAAAAGAGAAATACAAGCGTGCTTCACAAGTAAATTATCATATGAATTACAGTTCTGAGACAAGCTTAACCCAAAATAACACATAAACTAATCGCTCGGCGCCTCAACATATTGAGGATAACAGATCTAGTGCTTCCTCCGATCACGATTCGGATTGACTAATGGTAAAAGAAGGCCGCTTTTGGTTCAGTGAGCAACTACTCTTTTCCACTCTATACGTTAGTAGTGTATCGTCTGTTGCGAACAAAGGGCACATTAGTAGTTCAAGAAAAGTAGAATATACTGAGGACTGACTAAAGCACCAAGAGAGAGCTAGAGATCTTTCCTAAATGAAGAATTTGCCCAATGAATCAATCATTCCATACGCTTACAGTTAAATTTGGTAACTCCTACTACTGCAACTCCTACTACTTCTAGTGAGTCTACCTACGTCATTCTTTCTTGAATCAGAAAATATATTCCTAGTAGCCCTAACAAGACTAGAGAACAAACATGAAAGAAGTGAAAAGGAACAACAGAGGATCGGCTCTGCCTTTACTGACATGGCTGGGAAAGGTCCATTTAGATAAAGAGGAAGGCAGTAACCACACTTATATCTTTTTTGGTGGATCAGCATTCTTCTTTTTTGAAGAAAGGCGCGTGCGATAAGCTCGCTTGCACACACACCTTCTCTAGTGTTTTCGCCGAAAGAAGGAGCTTGTAGATTGTGAAGTGAATGACCGAAGGGGGTAGGGGTAGATAAAGAGAGGACTTCCTCTTGCAGCCTATGCCACTTGTTCTTCTTCATCTGTAGGAATGCAAGCAGTAGCAGTTCATCCTCCTGCAGCGCCGATGCCTCCCGGCGTCGCCCGCCATGGAACTCTGTGGTGTCGATACAGATTTCTGCCTTTGGAGGAACAACTCTCGATGTGCTAAGCCGAAAGGGAGCAAAGAAAGCTGCGCGCCTACTTTATATTTCTTTCTTATTATAATGAAACATGTTTTCTATGAAAATGCAGAGAATAACTGATACTTGTGGTGTATGTGGCAGACTCCAACACATGTATGCCTAGCCGTTGAAAAGACTTCTCTCCTGGAAGATCACTATTTGCTTTACTCAATAGGCAGAAAGTTTTCAAAGAGGAAGCCGGTTTAAAGGTCCGTATCGGATCAAGTCATAAGATAGGCTTTCCCCCCTTTACCTTAGGAGATGCCGCTCTTTAGAGTTAAGATCCAAAGTATAGCCCATATCATATATATAATGAGAGTGTCCTGCACGCGCGATCGATCCCCCTATGATTCCAGCGCACCATGCACCGATTCAAAGTAATAATAGTTTGCTTGCTTACCAAAGCATGCATAAGTTTCATCTTTCTTTTAGAATGAAAAAGAAATCCTAGCAATAAGCGGCACTTGCCTTGCCTTTCGCTTTGAACTTACTTCTCATTTGTTCACTTTCTCCTTGCACTTCTCATTTGTTCACTTTAGAAAAAGCACTTGTTATTTGTGTACTTGCTTTCTCTTGAGCTTTTCCGTTGTTCACTTGTTTGTTCAATAAGCAATACAGTTCACTAGAGAATAAGCACTTGTTATTGATTCAGCACTGTGAGTTGTTTGCGAATAAGCACTTTCAGCACTTGTTGCTACAAATTTCACACACTATTTACGAGAAAATGACGTACTTGCCCTGTGCACTAGGGACCTCTCCTCTTACATACCTGACGAAGCTTTGCCCCTAACTAAGTGATAGTATTTAACCCTTCCTTGGTACTTGACGAGTGAATCGAACATTTGCAAGCCCTTAAGAAGCATATGACTTATTCAACCAATACGCCAAGAAGACAGGATTTGGTATAAGGAAAGTTAGTGTTAAGAAGGAAAAATTCTAACAATAATGTTATGTATCGTACGTTTTATTGCCGTAGAGCTGGTTATCGGATTGAGCAGTGCCGTAGTAGGCCTGCCCTTAAAAGGAAAGGCCAGGGGCACATCCGTTTCGGGTGTCCAGTTGAGCTGAGCATTAAGCCCAATTCTCAGACTCGGTGTTGGTATGGAAACCTAAAAGTATATAAAAACCCTAGTAAAAAGGAAGTTTAAAAAGGCAGTCACGGAAATAGCAGGAATGACCCCCGGAAACTTCTAAGTGCTCGCAACTATTCTATTTATTGTACCACTGCCCCTATCTACTATTCAGTGAAACTATAGCCAAGAGAATGGACTTGGCATAATTAGTGAGAAAAGAAGACTCTGTTGAACTTCACTCTAGTGAAACGACTTTAGAGGTGCAGGATAAATGGGCTCACCCAGCATAAGTGAAATACCACGATTTGCCATGTTATTTTACGTATTCCATGAATTGTAAATGGGCCTATTGCCGCCTGGCACGTTGGCAGGTTCTTCCTACCGATGAAGAGAAAATACCTTTTAACATGGCAGCAAATTCGGCTGAAGCAACACATCTATTAAAAGATAACGCATGTGTCCGTCCTAAGATTAGCTCCATGCTAATAGAAATCTCGTGTAGAATGAGCTCATTTGATTTTTATTTTCAATACGAATACGCACCATGAATGCATGGCTTATCAATTCTTTAGACCTTCGGGGGTTGAAGCTCTAGGGTTCAGAAAAGTGCCTACAAGGATAACTTAATGGCAGCCAAGCATTGATAGCAAGTATCATAAGTAGCAGCATATGCTGTATTCGCAGAAGGAATAGAAGTGGTTACCACACCGGAAGATATATCTGCTTTAGGTGCTTACATTGGAGAACAAGCAAGCCGAACAAGGGCGCAAGCAAAGAGAACAAGCGAATCGAATAATCTCATATATGGAACCAGAACGTGCAAAGTAAAGTAGCGGTATAGTAGTCTAGGCAAAAGACTTAGTGGAGCTTGTCATTTCTTTTTCTTTCATTTGCAAATATAACACACATCTATTATATGGATTTATATCACAGATTTATTTACTGTGGCTGGCTTTGACTGACATTCATTCCCGACGAAGTGTTGTATGTACTCTGTGACTAGGAACAGTGGTGAACATAGGGGCGGCTGTTATCATAGGATTTCTTTATAACCACACTGAAGTTACTGAGTTCATCGACTTGGTGTCATTGAATAAATAAGAAGAGAAAGGATTGGATTGACTTGTAGATTTAGTTCATTTACTTTGTTTGTGCATTTGCTCCAAACTTAGACCAGACTACTTAAGTCAATGAATGTGTAAAAAGGTCTGTTCCCACCATCGAGCATACCCGCCTTTCCCACATCCATCAAAGAAAGGGATGCTCGCTTGTCAAGCTATGTGCTTTATTTCCGTCGTACCAGCACATGATGTTTTTAATTCCTTTCCATATTTCGCTTGAGTGAAAACCAGCCCAAAATCAACATCAGCCGGATCATTTCCACTTCTGTCTTCAGAGAAAGCCTTTTTTGAAGTCATCTTTGAATTTGTATAAATGGATCTCGTTTCAGTTTTCTCTTGAGCAGCTAACACGTAAACATCATTCTCCTTAGTATCAGTTGTTGCTCGCATTTGACAAGTCATCCTCTCTTTCACGCCACCGTTACCACTCATTACTACTAGCTCTTTCTCTCTTCTCCAACCATGACACACCAAATCTTCAATTATTTAGAAAGGCTAAAGCTTCATACCTGTCAGGCAACTTATCCTCGTTCTTCTTGTTGAGTTGCTGCTCTTTCTTTTATACTTTCAACTTATGATTTTCTGTGTTCTACCCAATCGATCCATCACCTCATCCAATCGGCTACCAAGCATTGCTTGTTCCTCATGAATCTGATGTATCAAGGTGAAATCGTTTACTCAACCGCTTCGGTCAGAGTAGTGGTGGCAGTCACCCGGAGAGAGCTGCTACACTGATCCACTACAGCGTGACCCGCAACAGCTGGAGTTGATGTTGCGTCATGAGCCTTGGGAGCAAAAGTAGTGACTGTTGGAGTGACAAATGGGTGTTGTCCGGACTGAGTTGTTGCCATTGTCATCTGAGCTTGGCTAGGGTCAATCAAATGGATAGCAATGGTATTAAGAGTAGGATCATGACTTGGAAAGGTCATTGGTTCAGCTTGTGTGCCCGGTGTTTGATACCAATTTTCCAATACAAGGAGACCGTCAGTACATGGCGCCAATTGCTCTAAACGTGGTTCAGGTTGTTGCTTCTAGTGCTGGTACGAATTCTGTCGGTTGGCAAGGGGTTTAACACAAGAAAAAGCAAAGTCGAAACTTTTGTCATAGTAAGATTGATTGTTAGGTGGTGGATAATGGTTAGGGATGTAGGTGGTGGAGTTAAGCGAGGCTGTCTGGTGTAGACAAGGGTATTTATACTGCTTCGAATGGGTTTCATGTGAATGGACCAAACCATCCTCACGTGCAAAGGAGAAAGCTCTGAGACCAACTGTCATGACCCGTGAAGAAGCCATG